TATACATTATATGGTTACAAAAGTTACTCTAAAATTCTTCACTTACTGATCGTGAGATGATAGTTTATTCCCTCATCAGAAAATACAGCAAGTCTTACTGAAAAAAGTTAATCCAGTAAAAATACTTTTTCTGGTACCAGGAAACCAAAGCCCTCATAAATATTACAATTATCAAGGTTGGAAACGCTATGCACAATATAACTAGTCCTACTTGGACTCTCACTGTTGGTAAAGCAAGGACGAATACCTGATCGAGGAGGTACATTAAGTATAGTGAGACCAAGACACTTCCTTCAAGGCGAGATATACAGTTCTTAGTCCAAAATATTGGTAAACAAGCTAACGTTGTAAATATCATAATTGGAAAATCACGATTGATGATGATTTCCTGTACCATCAGTCCGTGAGATCCAGATGCAAGCCCGCAACTACTTAGTATAAGTAACTGATTTAGCAGATTACTTCCTATTACATTTCCAATTGCCAAATCAGTACGTTTTCTTATAGTCGCCACCACTGATGTAGCGAGTTCAGGCATAGAAGTTCCAACCGAGACAATCGTCAATCCAATAACAGTTTCAGTGACTCCCAAGTTACGAGCTACACCAGTTGCTCCATATACAAGGGTTTCCGAACCAACAACTAAGAGTATGGTGGCTATGAGTACCTTAAATGAAGCGTAAAGGATATGATTTACTTCTAAATTTTCAGAGTTATTGGAAGTTACCTCAATTATTGAATCTGCCTCTTCATTGGCTGTAAATATTTCCCATATTGTGTTTATTGTCAGTGCTACTAGTAAAGCCACACCTGACTGCCAGGTTATCCTACCAGTAGAGGCTAGACCCCAAACAGTCATTGAGACTATGATCAGGAGAGGAATATCGCGATTAACTAAACGTTTATCAACTTGTAAGGGTACTATTAAAGCGCTACATCCTAAAACCATCATCATATTAAATATATTGCTTCCTACCACATTACTGACAGCTAGATCGGCAGAACCTTGTAAAGTTGCCGTAATACTAACAAAAAGTTCAGGGGCACTCGTTCCGAGAGCAACGAGTGTAAGACCAATCACTAATTGAGGTATTCCTAAGGTAACAGCCAAAGTCACAGAACCCTGGACAAATAATTCACCACCTCCAAATAATAAAAGTACACCTAACAAGATCTCCAAAAAATTGTACAGTAGAAGTTGCACAGTTTCTGCCATAACTCTGACGATTTTTGATTCTGCTGCTTCAGTTCGTGATTGACTTCAGGCTTTGAAAACTCTCAAGAACAACAATTAGTTAAAATTCTCCTACTAGTAAAGGTGCAATCCTTTGCGAATAGCCTTAGATTAAGCAAAGCATTTACGCGGCAGGTTTGCTAAATCATATTAGCTCTGCTCACCTCAAGGGTGACTTTTTCGGGGGACTAACTGCAACAATTATTGCTTTGCCGATGGCCTTGTCATTCGGTATGGCAACAGGCCTTGGAGCTCCCGCTGGATTATGGGGAGCCGTATTAGTTGGTCTAACGGCAGCTTTATTTGGCGGTACACCAAGTCTGATATCGGAACCCACCGGGCCTATGACGGTGATGTTTACTACGATAATCGCAAATCTGACTGCCAATGTAGACGATCCAGCAATGGCTATCCCAATGGCTTTTACCGTTGTGATGATGGCTGGATTATTCCAAATCTTACTGGGTACATTTAAACTGGGCCGATACGTAACCATGATGCCATACATGGTTATTTCTGGTTTTATATCGGGCACCGGTATAGTTCTAATGATTCTTCAACTTCCGGCGTGCCTTGGTCATCCCATTCCTCCTGGTGGGGTTCTGGGCATTCTTCGCGCACTACCTGACCTTTTATCTAATATTCAGTCACGAGATGCCCTGCTCGCGGTAATCACTTTATTTATTCTGTATTTTACACCGAAGCGCGTTAGAGATATTTTTCCTGCTCAGTTAATGGCATTAATCTTAGGTACCTTGATTACATCGATTTTCTTTGCAGATGGAGCTGTTAGATGTATTGGTATCCTTCCTAATGGTCTCCCTCAACTCGTAAAACCTCATTTTGAATTAAGTCATTTACAGCTAATGGTAGTCAGTAGTGGTATATTAGGCGTACTGGGATCAATTGATGCGTTGTTAACATCAGTTGTTGCCGATAGTATTACTAGGACTGAGCATGATTCAAATAAAGAATTAATAGGGCAAGGATTAGGTAACCTGGTTTCAGGATTATTTGGAGGTTTGCCTGGTGCTGGCGCAACAATGGGGACTATTCTAAATATTAAATCGGGTGGTCGCACTGCTCTATCAGGAGTCATTCGGGCACTGCTTCTTATGATAATTATATTAGGATTTAGAGATCTAACTGCCAAAATTCCGTTATCTGTGTTGGGTGCTATTGGTGTGAAGCTGGGTTTTGATATTGCCGATTGGAATCTTTTAAAGCTAGCCCACCGTTTATCATTGAAAGGTGCATTGATTATGCACAGTGTGGTTCTGATAACTATATTCGTGGATATTATGGTAGCCGTTGGAGTAGGAGTTTTTATGGCCAACTTATTGACCATTGAACGAATGAGCACCACACAGTCCAAGACTATAAAAACTGTCGTCAGTGTTGCCGATGATGAAGTCCAACTAACTGAGTTGGAAAAAAGTCTTCTGGACGAAGCTCAAGGGCGAGTTTTGATTTTCTATTTAGCTGGTCACCTAGTATTTGGTGTCGCAAAAACAATTAGTCGTGAATATAAAGCCATCAAGGGTTATGATGCTATAATATTTGACGTTCGAGAAGCATCTCATATAGGTATTACATCTTCATTAGCCATTGAGAATGCTATACAAGAAGCATTAGAGAATAATCATCAAGTATATATAGTTGGAGCTAAAGATTCTACTCTCCAGAGGTTTAGGGCTCTAGGTGTACTTGATTGTGTCCCACCAAGTCATGTTTGTGATAATCTTGCCAATGCTATCGCCGCAGCCGTGGCGAGGATTAAGAAACATTCTTAAGTTAGGATTAGAACCGTAAGTAAGAGAGATGTGCCATATTAAGAACGTTCCTTAATCCTCGCCACCTTCTAGCTATTTCCATGAGTACGCTAAGCGTTACTTTACGTCAGCCGGACGATTGGCACGTGCATTTACGTGATGGAATGGTCCTATCGGCAGTTGCGCCGTTTACGGCAGGTGCCTTCGCTCGTGCAATTGTAATGCCCAATCTCACAAAACCGATTACAACAGTAAAGGCAGCTATTAATTACCATCAACGAATCAATATGGCCTGCAAGAAGATAAGTGTGAATAAATCTTCAGAACAGAAAAATCAGTTTCAGCCCTTGATGACAATCTATTTAATGGAGGATCTTAGTCTTCCGGAATTAGTTCGTGGATATAATGAAAAAATATTTACTGCCGCAAAGTTTTATCCTTTAAATGTAACGACTAACTCAATGTTTGGAGTACAGAGTATTACGGCGATAAATTACTTATTAGAAAGAATGGAGGCAATAGGCATACCTATTTTAGTCCATGGAGAAGTAATTGATCCGGAAGTAGATATTTTTGACAGGGAGAAAGTATTTATCGATAGACATCTTATTTCTATACATAAGCGTTTCCCAATGCTAAAAATTGTACTCGAGCATATTACAACGGCTGATGCCGTTCACTTTGTAGAAAGTACAGGATCACAAATAGCTGCAACTATTACGCCGCACCATTTACATTTAAATCGCAATGCGATGTTTCACGAGGGAATCCGTAGTGACTTGTACTGCTTGCCTGTACTAAAGAGGGAGCGCCACCGTTTAGCGTTACGTCACGCAGCTACGAGTGGAAACCCTAAATTTTTCCTAGGTACCGACTCTGCACCACATGTTCGCCAGAGCAAGGAAACGTCTTGTGGTTGCGCAGGTATTTTCAATGCTCCTTATGCAATTGAGAGTTATGCTCAAGTTTTTGAGGAAGAGGGAAAGCTAGAATTATTTGAAGGCTTCGCAAGTCTATATGGTCCGCAGTTTTATGGACTTCCCGTTAATGAGAATCGTATTACTTTAGAAAAGCGTAGACATAAAGTGCCCATGCATATTCATTGGAATGGAATTAATAATGAAAGAATCACCTTGGTGCCTCTACATGCTGGCGAAAACCTACAATGGAAGATTAAGCAAGATTGAGAATAGGTAACTAAGTATCAATACCAATAATACAGAGTTAGTGTACTGGTATTCCATTGTCTTTCTGCTTTCTATCAAGTGGGGGCGGGGGGACTTGAACCCCCACACCGTTTTACCAGCTACGGATTTTAAGTCCGCTGCGTCTACCAATTTCGCCACGCCCCCATAAAGACGACAGAGTCAACGTGCCTCTGACATTTTAGAATGTAAACAACCTTATGTCTACCCATGTCCTTTTTGAATCACCTATGTCTAGTTTCAACTGAAACAAGGCTGCTTCTTCTTGAGTATTCAATACTCGTTGGTATCTATCTAATTTTCGTTCCATTTATCTTGTATTGGTGGATGAATGCAAGGTGGTATACCATGGGCAAATTCGAGCGCTTAGGTGTTTATGGATTAGTGTTCCTCTTTTTTCCAGGCTTAATAATCCTTTCTCCATTTATTAACCTACGTTTAAAGGGGCAAGGAGAAAATTAAAAAACCAAATATATAATGAAAATCTTAGGTATATGTAAGTCCAGAGCTGTTCGGACAATGCAACTGTAATATTTTGAATAGAACATTGCAGTATAGTGATTGTACTTTCCCGGTGCTGCAAAATGCATCTCCCGATACCAGACTACTTAACAACCGTTGAATATAACTTGTTCTACTGTTGTAATCCTATAGCAGTATGATTAAGGAGTTTTTGTTTTGAGCGGGTAATACCTTGACCTCATAGTGCAAATTCCCTCAATTCAAAAACATAGCCAACGATTTAAGATAGTAATAGTATGGGACATACTGCGAAGTACGAAGATTGCCAATTATCCGTTCATTTACCCAAATCCAACTCTCCTAAAACGGGAACTCACAATGACACGAGGCACTAGTTTAGTAACCGGATTGATTATATTTCTCTTGGGCGGCTTAGGATATTTAGGATTTCGCAGTATTGGTTTTGAGCATTTTAGTGCTGGCATTGCATCCCAGGCAATTTTAGTATTAGTAGTTCTTATTTGGATTGCTAGTTACCTACTTAGAGCGATGACTGGCCAAATGACATTTATGGAACAGAGACGAAGGTATAGAGCGTCTTACGCAGGATTTACGGGCGACATTTTACAGAAACGCTTTGAAATGATGGGTCCCTCGGAACAAGAAGACTTACTGAAGGAAGTTCGTCAAGCTTTTCCGGATTAAATACATTATTTTGGTACAGTTTATTACTGTAGTGCGATTGTGGTGGGTCACTATTGATAAATCAAATTTCTTTTCAGACATTGCAATTGTCAATTTGTCAATTGACGCTTGATAGAGATTCTCCTCGTTGATTAGATAATATATACTTAACCTGATTTACATACTGGTTAATAATATGATGATCCTTTTCAAGATAATAACTAGGTTACAATGAATTATCGAGCTCAACCTACTCACAATAAAGATTTTGATTATCAGAATACGAAACTAGTTTAAAATTGTCGATTCACCTTTTTATTTTAGTCTTCGTCTTCTTCATTTGATCCTACCGGGACAAGGCGGATTTGTTTCCGTCCTAATTTAATTTCAAATTCATCCCCCGGATGAAGATCTAGCAAAGAAGTATAAGCTTTTCCTATAAGAAGATTTCCATTTCCTTGTACTGTTGCGACATAACTTAGTCTTCTGCCTCCCTTTCCAACATTATTGCTACCTGTAACTCCAAGATTGACGCCCTTTGCCTCTAGTAACGCTTCATAAAACGCCGTGAAATTAAGTCTTTCAGCACCATCTTTTTTAGCAGATACATAACCACAGGCACGAACAAGATCAGATTTGCTAACGTCACCAAGCTCTTTAACTTTGGCAAGAAGATCACTACCAGTAAGCATGTTTAAACTAACGAATCGACGGTTCAAATGTAGCGTTTAATCATCTCAATGTCTTATGGTTTTTAGTCAGCATCTTCCTTTATTTTCGAGTTGTAAGACAATTAACTATAGTTAGATTTGTTACGTGATAAATCAAGAATATGAATTCATCATTGAGATATCTTCCTTCCTGGAAAGATACTTAGGATAGCAAATAATAAACAAAGTTCTTGTCTCTTAATGAAACCCAGATTATAAAGGAAAACTGTCGTATTTATTCCTGGTGCCAGGAATTGAGAGCTTGTAAGTATATCCACTGGCTAATCTCCTTTGCTTCCTCAAAACTGAGTTCATCTTCATATCCTGACATCTGACCAATACCTGCTCTCGCAATAGTAGCAATTGCCTGGACATCTAAAATACCTTGTCGATATAAGTCTGATTTTGATAGGGTTTTTGAACGGCGAATAATATTTTTTCCATTAAGATGACAGCCAACGCAATGGTTTGTAAATAAACGTGAGCCTGTCGATTGGTCTCCGTTATCATCTAAAGATAATGCAGGTAAAGCAAAGCTTAAGATTGAAACAACTAATAGAATACGCTTTAGAACATCAAAGAACCCTGAAAGTAGCTCTTTCATCGTCAAACTCTTCAGATTAACTTTCTTTGAAGTCAGTGTAAAAGATATCATAAAAGAACACTGATAAATATATCAGAATTTTTCCTGTTATCAAAAAAATCTATCAAAGGATCACATATTAATAGTGTAAACGCTCATCGATATATATAGTTTTATAAAAGGAAAAAATGAAGAGTCATCGAATCCTAAAAAATTTGTCAAATTGAATACACATAGACAGTCTATTAATTAAAATAGGCGCTGTAGGTCCAAATTATTTTACGAAGTATTAGATGAACCTCTAATCTTCATCCAAAACTTGAAAAGATCGAAAGACTGACATTGAAGTGCAATTTCACCATAATGGCTGAACATGACTTACAGATTTTTTTACAAAAAATTGAACAGCTCAACCTGTTAGTGAATTTGATTAATTCTGAACCAACTAAACGTGCCGAGTTAGTTCAGTGCAGTAGTCATAATCAGGTAATTAGGTTAACGGAGAAATGGGGGTTTTCCATTGGTAAGAGATGGGGAGAGTCGAACGAATATAAATATTTAGCAACAGATAATTTATTAAACTATCCTTGTCCACAGCCAGGTCATAAAGATAACGAAGTCCTTCTTGAGAAAACACACTTCCGGTTAGAACGCATTCATTTAAATTCAAATACTACACCGTATGGTCAATGGAATAGCCATAAGGAGTCACTTTGGTTACTCATTATTCAGGGAAATCTTGTAGTACAACTTCATGGTGAAAATGATCTTCGTAGTCTTACCAGTGGTGACAACCTAGTGATTACTGCATGCCATCATTATCGAGTAGTACAAACTGATCTGGATCCTGGAACGATTTGTTTAGGTCTTTTCTGGTCTGATTAATTAGAGGATGACGAACCAGCCAATAGGCACCAGCCAAGGCCGCAGCGGCAATACCTAAACCAGCTAAGAGTTGGGGTTTATCCTCCGCACCGCTTGGTAGCACTATAACTTTTCTTGCCACAGCAGTCAAAGCTGTAACGAGTACAAGCTCTACTTGCACCACATGACATCGAAGATAACTGGTTACGTTCTCCAGTACTTCCAAAGCAATTAATACAGTTAGTAAATCTCCCAAGACCTTAATTAGAGAGTCTCCTAGCCAAGCTCCTTCTGGTCTAGCTAGATCACCAATTACAGATCGAATCAAGCTTATTAATGCAGCAACTATTACAATTCCTAGTATTAAGGTAAGAATTTTAGCTAATTCTCTCTCACAATGATCTACAACTGCGAGGAAGCTCGATAATTGAGTGCGAGGAAGAGCCACAAAAGGGATTCAATAGAGACATTATTCTACAAGAAACTAAAATTGGCAAATCTCTTTATGAAGTTTGCTGAATTACTATATCCAAGACTATAAAAATTTCTTCTCTCTAAAAGCTATTATGGTGAAACTTGAATTGAATGTATTCTTTATGCATCTAAAAAAGATTTCTTTATTCAATATTTTGAGACCAGTAATCCTAAATTTTATAGTTAACACATATTTACTCTGTTGTTTGGTATACGCAGATTGATCTATTATTTTTCTTAGAGAAAATCCTTACTTCAGGTGCCTACCTAAATTATACGATGCTTAAACTAGATGCAATTACTTGGGGACTCATTGGTAATGCCACCATCTCATACATACACTATCTTGGTGTGATGATCTGTCTTAGCTCACTAGTTCTTCAACGAAAATTAATTCAAACCAGCTTAAGCAAATACGATTTCTCTTTGATAATCGTATCAGATATAGCTTATGGTATTGCTTCATTATTGGTATTGATTAGTGGCATCTTAAAAGTACTTTATTTCGGAAAAACAAGTATATTTTACATTGAAAACCCTTTATTTTGGTGGAAAATTGGGATTTATCTTGCTATTGGAGGACTCTCTCTATACCCAACCGTTACGTATGTGCTTTGGATTATTCCTTTGCTTAGGGGGAATATACCGAATGTTAATCAACAAGTGATTAGCCGGTTGAGCCTCATTCTCAATACCGAAATCTTTGCTTTTATTATAGTTCCTCTTTTAGCAGCTTTAATGACTCGTGGTATAGGTCTGTAAATCTAACTATGTCACAAAGATTGAAAGAATTCAATGGATATACTCCTTGGTAAAAACGCAAAGTGTTATGAGATTCGCAGATAGAACAAAAAGTCCTAAGATTGGAGATAATTTATATCTCTCAGTACATAAATCCGCATTAGAATTACACTGGTTAGTATCATTGTTCTAAAGGGAATGAGGTAGTAGCATATTGGTTTTTTATCTCATCAGCAATTTAGCCAAATGCATGTGTACTTTTAGTAAACGCAGCAGGCATAATAGCATATATATGTGTAATATAGATTAGAAATATCTTATTTGTCTATAGGAATACATAGAATGCCCTACGCAGACTTAATGTCTGCGTGGGGCATTTCGTCGAGTAGCTAAGACTTCTAGGACATCACGCCAAGATATATCATGATAGGCGAGTGCTACTTGCAAATGAAATATAATATCTGCTGCTTCTCCCACAATTTCATCAACTTTCCTATCTTTACATGCCATGACAAATTCAGCACTTTCTTCTCCTATCTTTTTGAGAATACGGTTATCTCCACCATCTAATAACTTGTTTGTGTAACTCTTGGCATCAGGAGATTTCTTACGCGTAGTAATTGTTTGTGCTAACTCGGTACATACATCAGCTGGAGGAAAACTAGGATTACGGTCAGTCGCCTCATAAGTATCGTTAAAAAAACAACTTCGCGCCCCCGTATGGCAGGATATATCTTGTGTCTGCTCAATAGTCAATAAAAGAACATCAGCATCACAATCAGAACGCATGCTTTTTAATTTTTGAAAATGGCCACTGGTAGCTCCTTTGTGCCATATCTTTTCTCGTGAACGACTCCAATAGTGAACTTGTCCTGTCAACAAAGTAATTTCTATTGCTTCTTTGCTCATCCATGCTGCCATTAGGACAGCTCCATCAAGCCAATCTTGAGCTATTGCAAAAATGAGGCCATGCTCATTAAACTGTAAATTTTCAAGATTAATGATTTTCTGTGTGTAATTATTTATTTCTTTGAAATCAAGATTTGCTTCTTTTAATGGGTTGAATGATGAGTAAAACTGCAATGTGATTTTGCACAATTCACCCTAATTTTCTCCTATGAAGGTTTTGTTCAATTTGCTAGAAAACATGATTAATACTCTCACTTCTTCAAAAGTTTTTAGTGGCTATCCATGTTGCCATCGACAATGGGACCATCATAGTCATTGTCAATTTATTCATGGGTATAGCCGCAGTTTTGTACTTTGGTTTCGCGCTTCAATGTTAGATAAAAATGGATTTGTAGTTGATTTTTCTAGTCTGAAAAATTTAGAAGCACGCTTAACGCGACAATTTGATCATACTTGTCTAATTAATAGTGATGATCCATTAATCAATCAGTGGGAAGACTTACATAACCAAGGAGCTTTGGATTTAAGAATAATGAGTAACGTAAGTATGGAGGCTAGCGCAGAACTAGTATGGTCTTGGGCAAATGAGTTATTACTGTTACAAACTACGGGAAGAAGCTGTTGCTGGAAAGTTGAAGCTCGAGAGAATGAAAAAAATGCTGCTTACTTTGAAGCTATACCAGGTTGGTTCAAGAGTTAGTTTAGTAGCTCACGATATTACAACTAAAGAGAAGGCTAATGCTAGTGTTGGCAATCCTTTTATAACGTTTATCTCTAATTCTTAAGAATTTTTATCAAAAAACGACAATTTATCGATTAAGCTTAAGCATTCTCACTTTTATTCTACTCATGTACCATCTTGATCACAACCATAGTCATAGAAGCCACAACCACGATCATGTAAGTCACAACCATAATCATATAAACCACAGGCATAGTCATGGAGAATACAACCATGATCATAAAGATGAATACGGAGATGCATTTCGTCAAACAGTGATGTTTAACTGCGGACTGTCAGGATTGCAATTATTCATTGGAGCTGTTTTTGGTTCTCTTGCTCTGATGAGTGACGCAATTCATAATATTGGAGACGTTATGGGGTTGGTTTTGGGCTGGGGAGCCGAAGTGCTCAGTACCTATGAAGCTAGTAAACGTTTCTCTTATGGATTTTATCGTAGTACTCATTTGGCATCTTTGATAAACGGTATCCTCATATTCACAGGTGCTGCAGTCATAGTCTTTGAGGCCATTTCTAGGTTGGGTGAACCTGTTGAACTCATGTCGATTCCCGTTGCTTGTGCTTCTGCACTAGGAATGGTCGTTAACTTACTATCTGTCCGTATGTTTGGCGATAGTCATAAACACGACCTTAATCGGAGAGCAGCTGTAATTCACTTACTCGGAGATGCAGCAGTATCAATGGTGGTTTTACTGAGTACATTGATCGTACTATTAACAGGTTGGGAATGGATAGACCCTATTGCTGCTATTTTGGTGGGAACTTTTGTTGGCTGGTCTGGATGGAAAGTGCTCACAGAGGCGATATTCAGTATGTTTGATGCTGTCCCCTCTCATATCAATATCGATCATATTGAATCACTACTATTAAGTGTGACTGGAATAGAAAGTATCCATGAGCTTCGCATTTGGGACTTAGGCAATTCTAAGATTGCGCTTACTGCTCATTTGGTTCGTGATCTCAATTTAGCCAAAAACCAATTTATTGATGATAGTTTTCTGATAGCCTATACTCAAGAGCTTCTAAATAGGGAGGGAATTTCGCATGTTACCCTTCAGTTAGAATTTGACCCATGTTACTTAATTCATACTGCTGAAACAAAATAAGATCCATTGATGCTTTTCAAAAGAAATTCTGATTGAAAACAGTAACTTATATTGCGTTTGTAAATAATCACATTTCGATTACACTGGTGTCAAATTTTATGATTCTCCTAAGAATTATTTTTACTATATTAAGTCAGCTCGTGTTAGATTTTTTTATTACCCAGGAAAATACTTGGAACGAAACAGTATAAGCCTATACATTTTCTTGTTTCCATGATATATGTACCAGTATTCAATATTAGGATGTACATTCTACAAGCAGAATTTAGCCAATGATCCGATTACAACATAGCGCTCAAGGATAAGACTTTGATTCTGACGTCGTAAATCGAGAGCCAGGAAATGATTTAATAATATAGTGGGAACCTTTCCTTGAACTTGCAACCGAAAAGGGGGTAAGAAAGGCTTACTCCCACGTGGAATCTGACGAATTTGTATAACCAGTACGTTTTTCTTCGGTTCAGTATATATCAATTCCCCGCGTACTGAAAAGTAGTTTTCCTGCTCGGGTAACATACTGGCATCTACGTTCGTCCCCTCGATAAGTTTTAGATTTTTCGAAGTCTTTGGCTCCCAGACTCCTACCATCTGCAAGTGAAGTTGAGAAATTTCTCGACATCGAGGATAAACTATCCATAAGTATAATTTTTTTAGCTGTATATGATTGCGTATAAGGTTTAATAATTTTCCTAAAGTAACACTGGGAATCTTTGCACCATCTCTTGTGTAAATAAAACCATTTGTTAATTCTTCTTTTTCTGTTGGCATGTATCGTCCTCTCGCAATCCCAATAGCTCTATACTGCATCCGTTCAGTAATCGGAGAAATAGGATGATGACGCATTGTTTACTCAAAGCTGTGCTAGCTTTATATTCTACTCTAACTATCTCTGTTACGGTAATCTTATTAGCTGTGGATTGATAAAATACGTGATATGTAAATTTCATCACCCTCAATTGTATACAGATGTGACAATAATATTGTTCTTTCTCTTGATGTAGTAACAACAATAATTCTCGAATATGTCTCTATCTAATTATTTTCATGGAGCTTTAATATAATATTGCATGCCGGGATAAAATCTTAGTATTTTAAACAACGATCTCATTGTGGAGAATTGAGATTTCGAGATGAAACTACAAAATTTCTCAGAATCTTGACCAATCAAAAGTACAGAAGTTAACGTATATATCTCTCCCAATAAGTTAAAAGCTAATAAAGAAAGCATCATATCATTGGATCGATTATGTAGCAATTGCTATTCGGCTGACTATAAAAGTCAAAATATAAAGGTTTTTATTGCAACAAAATGTGGTTGATTATGAGTCAGGATGGTTAATAGCTTAGGTCGCCTGTACGTCCTAACAGCTATCTTGAACTGTCTACAAAACACATTTTGACTTCAGTTCCCGTGTCGACTTCTAATCTAAGAACTAATCGATCTAAGGAGATTTTTACTGCTGCTCAGAAACTCATGCCTGGTGGCGTGAATTCTCCAGTTAGAGCTTTTAGCTCAGTTGGTGGTCAACCTATAGTGTTTGATCGTGTTAAAGGAGCCTATGCTTGGGACGTTGATGGTAACCGGTTCATTGATTATATTGGCAGCTGGGGTCCTGCAATATGTGGTCATGCTAATCCCCAAGTCATTAGTGCACTTCATGATGTTTTGGAAAAAGGGACCAGCTTCGGAGCACCCTGCATCTTAGAGAATATTCTTGCTGAAATGGTAATTGATGCAGTTCCTAGTGTTGAATCAGTAAGATTTGTAAATTCTGGTACTGAAGCGTGCATGGCTGTCCTTCGTTTAATGCGCGCATTTACCGGTCGTGACAAAATAATTAAGTTTGAGGGCTGTTATCATGGACACGCTGATATGTTTTTGGTTAGCGCTGGTTCAGGTGTCGCGACTCTTGGTTTACCTAATTCCCCAGGAGTACCACGAAGTAGTACTGCCGATACACTTATAGCCCCTTATAACTGTTTGGAATCAGTTAAAAAAATCTTTGAGAGTAATCGTGACTCAATTGCAGGTATCATATTGGAACCTGTAGTTGGTAATGCTGGATTTATCACACCAGAGCCTGGCTTTTTGGAAGGTCTTCGTGAAATCACAACAGAAAATAATGCCTTACTTGTCTTTGATGAAGTTATGACGGGGTTCAGAATTAGTTATGGGGGTGCGCAAGCTAAATATGGCGTCATTCCCGATTTGACAACTCTTGGAAAAATTATCGGGGGTGGATTACCTGTAGGTGCTTATGGAGGACGTGCTGAAATCATGAAGATGGTAGCCCCAGCAGGACCAATGTATCAAGCTGGTACCCTTAGTGGTAATCCTTTAGCTATGACAGCAGGTATTAAAACATTAGAATTACTTAAACAGGAAGGGACGTACGAGCGACTGGAAGTAATAACGAGTCGACTAATTAATGGTATTTTAAGTGCCGCACGTGCTACTAATTTGCCGATCGCGGGGAGTAGCATCAGTGCAATGTTTGGGTTCTTTCTTTGTGAGGGACCGGTAAATAACTTCGAACAAGCTAAAAAATCTGATACTCAGGGCTTTGCTCGTTTGCATAGAGCTATGCTTGAGCGTGGTATTTATTTAGCTCCCAGTGCATTTGAGGCAGGTTTTACGTCACTTGCCCATTCAGATACTGATATTGATATAACTATTACTGCTTTCAAGGAGAGTTTTGAGGCAATCGCATAAATTGCTCTTTCAAAAGACCCAATACACAACCATATAATTGAAATCTCATTGGATAGAAAAAGATTATTTGGTCATAACCTATTATTGAATACTTTTAGATGAGTACCAGAAATAAAAATTTTATGCGTATAACCCAGTAGCAAGATAGATAAAGAATCGTCATATTATAATACACTACTCAGTACAAGTACATATTTTGGCCTCTGTATTGTGTTTACCTGTAATTCTCGAATTGTAGAGGTACCTCAAGGTCCTGTTTTTTTAACAAATTAATTGCTTGTTGTAAATCGTCTTTATTCTTTCCCGTAACCCGCAGACTATCCCCTTGTATATTTACGGTTATTTTTTTAATTGAATCACGTAGTTCTTTGCTTAGTTTCTTCGAAAGCTCCTGACTGAGTCCCTTTCGTAAATTAATTTGTTGTTTGACTCGGTTTCCTCCAATCATTTCAAAAGGTTGGAAGTCAAAGATCTTTAAAGAAAGATTACGCTTAACAGCCTTTTGCAATAATAGTTGTTCTATTGATTGAAGTGTCATCTCACTATTGGCGACTACAGTGATTGTTTCTTTCTCTACCTCAAGAGTAGTCCCTGAATCTTTAAGATCATATCTTTGGGTTACTTCACGACGTATTTGATCAATTACATTAACTAGCTCTTGTTGATCAAAGTTGGAAACTACGTCAAATGAAAAGGTGTCAGCCACGTAAAGAAAAGTCCTCTAATTCATCAGCATAGAAAATGAAAGATCTCCTTCATGCGGAGTGCAACTCCTTAGTTTACGATATGTTTTCATTCCTTGCGATACTAGAATGGAGCTATTCTTAACACCTAGTGCTCCTTTTGCCTGGTCATTGGTTTTAACAAACGCTGTTGTTGTCCTTAGCATAATCCCTCTGGGGGCAGCTCGTTCTAGAGCCAATTTCGAGATGAAAGATATGGCTGCGCCAAGAGCTATGTTTGATCGTCTTCCCCCTTGGGGCAAAAGAGCTAATTGGGCTCATCAAAACAGCTTTGAGTCCTTTACTTTACATGCTCCTGCATGCTTGTTATGTATTATAGCAGTTTTAGCTACAAAAGAATCAACTTCTTTAGCAATAGGAGCAGCTTTATTACATCCCTTCCTACGTCTAGTGTACATCTTTGTATACATAGCAAATATTCCGCCAATCAGGGGACTCTGTTGGATTGGAGCATTACTATGCAGTGCGATACTTTACAGTGAAGGACTAAAGCTTATGTTGGCTATATAAACGTAATTGCTTCCAATAGTTTAATGATTTAGAAAGTCTATATTGTTAGCTCAGTTTGCCACAATAATTACTCTCTAACCACATAACTATTGCAATTTATTCTAACTCTATTTATGATTTCTTTTAATTACTTAAGAAATGCAAAGTTTCCGTCTGAAAAGATTCATGTAGCAATAAGTGGTGCAAACGGAGCCCTAGGGCAGGCACTGTTAAGACACTTTTATCATGCCGGAGCATGTGTAATTGGACTTACGACTAGTTCTAACATTAAACTTCTTGATAGTAGTAATAATGTAATTCCTATAAAATGGATTGTATGGAAATGTGGTGAAGAGCAGAAATTAGCCCCATTACTCCAAGAAATAGATTTACTAATAATCAATCATGGTGTCAATAACTACCAAAAAAGTTGTTCTGACACAGTTAACACTTTCATCAATATAAATGCTATAAGTCCTCTTCGATTATTAAATCTAGGTATAAAACAATTAGACTACTATCAGGAGATCTGGATTAATACTTCAGAAGCAGAAATACAACCTGCTTTTAGTCCTCTCTACGAAATTAGTAAGCGGCTTATTGGACAATTAACTAGCTTTCATAGGTACAGTATTTATACTTCGCAAGGCTTGAGAATTCGTAAGTTGATCTTAGGTCCTTTCAAGTCCACTCTAAATCCTATAGGCATAATGACACCTGATTTCGTCGCAGGACAAATAATTTATCAGGCTCAGATGGGGATAGGACTCATTATCGTAACTCCAAATCCTTTAACATACATACTCGCTCCTATTGTGGAATTTATACGGTGGCTATACTGCAAATGTTTAACAGAAAGATTACGTATCTAGGAATCACGATCAGTCAGAATTTCACAACCATCAGACGTTACAACCACTGTATGTTCCCACTGAGCTGAAAGCTTTCCGTCAGCGGTGACAACAGTCCAGCGATCGTTTAATACCCGAGCAGCTTTACTTCCTAAATTAAGGATTGGTTCCACCGCGAGAGTCATACCAGGTTTTAATTTTACATTGGGTAATCGACCATTATCAAAATTAAAAACAGTTGGTTGTTCATGTAAATTTCGTCCTACCCCATGTCCTGTATATTCTTCTACAGCACTATAACTTGCCGCCTCAACTTGTTGCTGAACTGTCCTAGCTATATCAAGTAAGTGGTTGCCTGCTTTGATCTTACTTAACCCAGCCATAAGAGATTCCTGAGCGACCAATGCTAGTCTCGCCGCCTCATTGCTAACTTTGCCAACGCAAATTGTTATACAACTATCACCATGATAGCCGTCAAAAAATGCTCCAGTATCAACTTTTACAAGATCTCCCTCAGCTATGAATCGTTTTGCGCTGGGAATACCATGAACCATCTCATTGTTAATGCTGGCGCAAATAGTGGCAGGGAAGCCATGATATCCTTTAAAACTCGGAATGGCACCCATCTGACGGATCCGTCTCTCAGCATGTGTATCTAGATCTGCTGTAGTTACTCCCGGTGTTGTTATCTCATCAATTTCCTTGAGTACCGTTGCTACAATACGGCTTGCTTTGCGCATAATCTCTATTTCTTCTGCAGACTTAATTTGAATTCCAGGACCATTTTTAATTGTGCGATTATTAGGACTAATCTTACTAAGATTAGATATAGGATGAATTAATGGATTCGTCAATAAATTCATTGTCTGTAGCCGTCTCAATAACTAACCCTCAAAATATCAATGACCAAGTGAATAATGCTTTAACGATTCGTAAAGCAACTATTCGGCTAACTTTCTCGTAGACGATTTCATTTCCTTAAAGTAATGATCAGTATTGAGTTAAAAAATATTCTTATGCGATTAAGACTCACTGATGAGGATCATTTATGTTTGATGCTCGGAAGGATTCGATCAATAGTAAATAAATAATGTGAAACTATATTCAAGACCTTTAGGCGCTTATGAGATAGTTAACCGGTACAATCACTCTTTGTCTAGAACCAACGAAATCAGAATCATGAGCGAAGAGAGTATGGTCTCAGCACAGAAACACTTGAGTGCTTACGAGTTGATTAAGCTTTTTGAAGCAACACAACTTAAAGAAGAAAAAGATATTCCCGAAATTTACGTAGGCGACTCGGTTTCTGTAGGAGTGAAGATTACTGAAGGTAACAAAACTCGTGTTCAGCCTTATGAAGGAGTGGTTATTGCTAAGCGACATGGAGGAATTAACGAGACGATCACAGTTCGTCGTATCTTCCAAGGTGTTGGGGTGGAACGAGTATTTCTACTTCACAGCCCCCAGGTGGCTTCCATTCGGGTGGAGCGCCGCGGTAAGGTTAGGAGAGCAAAGCTCTTTTACTTACGCGATAGAGTGGGGAAAGCCACTCGCGTGAAGCAACGCTTCGATCGCTGAGTCTTTGCTCCCTCGCTAATCTTCTTTTCATTGTTGCCATCAAATACGATGGCAACCCGAGGGATCTGGTAACTTGCGCCGTTAGTTCAGTTGGTAGAACGCAGGTCTCCAAAACCTGATGTCGGGGGTTCGAGTCCTCCACGGCGCGTTTGATCTCCCTCTTGCACTTTCTCGGTTATGGACATGGAGTTGGATCTTCAGCCTGGCGATGTTGTTAAAGTATTGGAATCTGCGGCTCTTGGATGGGTTAGGGCACGGGTTATTCGAGTTAAATCTGGTGGTCGTGTCGTTGTTCAAAGTGATCAAGGACGCGAGTTTACTGTTCGCGGTAACCAAGTACGGTTAATTGAACCTGCAGGTTTCAGACCTTAGGCTATCTATTACTCCTATTGAGCAATAGATAGCCTAAGGCCTCATGCTTCTTAACTAAACTAAGAAGGATGCTGAATTTATTTCACCTGTCCTTGTAAATCGATTGGACTATTGACGATGGGCAGGTCTGCATCCGATACTGTTGAGGTCGCGCGCACGACCAACAATCGCTGAACTTTCTTAAGTATCAGGATTGACTTGGGACCGTAGTTCAATTGGTTAGAGCACCGCCCTGTCACGGCGGAAGTTGCGGGTTCGAGCCCCGTCGGTCCCGTTCTTAACCTTGAGGCAAGGAAGTGGTGGTTCGGGTACGTTTAGCTCCCAGCCCTACGGGAAATCTTCATATCGGAACTGCAAGAACTGCAGTATTCAACTGGCTTTTTGCAAGGCATAACCAAGGTTTATTCTTATTACGTATAGAAGATACAGATAGGGAAAGGTCTAAAGCTGAGTATACGGACAATATTATTGAAGGTCTTGAATGGTTAGGCCTGACTTGGGATGAGAGCCCGGTTATACAAAGTCATAGGGTTGCAGTTCATAAAGGTGCGATCGAACAACTACTAGCTGAAGGAAAAGCCTACCGTTGCTATGTTAACGAGACTGAACTCAACGAGCTTAGAGCTCATCAAAAATCTACCAATCAAGCACCTCGCTACGACAATCGACATAGAGACCTTACACAGGAACAGCAACAGACTTTTATCGCAGAGGGGAGAGAGCCTGTAATTCGATTCCGGATAGAAGATGAAGCTGTTATTGAATGGGATGATATGATACGTGGGCCAATGCGATGGAAAGGATCTGATCTAGGTGGCGATATGGTTATAGCCCGTCAGGCTTCTATAAATCATATTGGAGACCCTTTATATAATCTCGTAGTTGTAATAGATGACGCTTTAATGGGAATTACACATGTCATTCGTGGGGAAGATCATATTGCAAATACTGCCAAACAAATCCAGATTTATAAGGCTCTAGGCTTACCATGTCCACAATTTGCTCATACGCCTTTAATTTTAAATCGAGAAAGTCGCAAATTATCTAAACGAGATGGAGTGACATCGATCAATGATTTTCGTAACATGGGATACAATGCTACATCTCTAGCTAATTATATGACTTTACTAGGATGGTCTCCACCAAATGGTATGGAAGAGAGATTTAGCCTTCAAGAAGCTGCAAAGGTATTTGATTTTAATAGAGTTAACAAAGCAGGGGCCAAATTCGATTGGGATAAACTGAATTGGCTAAATAGCCAAACTCTGCATGAGTTGACCTCGACAGAGTTACTGGATCAGCTAAGACCACCATGGCAGGCGAAGGGCTGGATTACCGATAGACATCAATCTGACGAAAACATTATGTGGCAAAAAGATCTTTGCCATTTACTGAGGACTTCCTTAACTATTTTATCCGATGGTATTGAGCAGGCCTTACCATTTTTTGAACCCTGTGATATAAATGACGAAGCATGGAAGCAGTTATCATGTTATGCATCCCAATTATCGCTTAGACAACTACTGAAAGAATTGGAAGTTACATCTTGGGACGGGAGCGATTTAGCTATTGCCAAAAATATACTTAAGGTTACATGTGAAAACACTGGCGTAAAGAAGGGTATATTTATGAAAAGTTTACGTGCTGCTTTACTTGGTAGCCTACAGGGACCAGATTTGTTAACTACCTGGAGTTTACTTGCTCGTGTTGGTAAAGATCAGTTTCGTATACGGCGCTGTCTCTAAGGAGTTTTCATAGAACTCAGATATTCCCAACTCAAAGTGTTACTCATTAGCTATTGTAAAATCGATATTTTTTAGAGTTAAATCAACATCTTGGAGTGTTCCTAAAAGATTAAGACTTAAGAAACGTATACATTATCCGTGAAAATTAAAACAGCTCCTTAATTTAGTAGAGGAATTAATCAAGTGTCTTTAAAAATTACGAATACTCTCACTGGTAAGATTGAAACTTTTCAGTCTCTCAAAGATAAACAAGTACTAATTTATTGTTGTGGCGTGACAGTATACGATCTTTGCCACTTAGGTCATGCACGCAGTTATATTGTATGGGACGTTTTAAGACGCTATTTGATCTGGAGAGGATATGAAGTAACCTTCGTTCAAAACTTTACCGATATTGATGACAAGATTTTGAATCGTGCTGCTCAAGAAAATAGCTCGATGGAAGTCGTTAGTGAACGCAATATAGAGGCTTTTAAAGTTGATATGAAAACATTGAAGATATTACCCCCGGATAGGATGCCTAGGGCGACTCAATGCCTTAAGGGGATTTATTCACTTATTAGTGACTTAGAAATCAAAGGATCAGCATATGCAGTAGAAGGAGATGTATATTTTGATATACAAAATGATGATAATTATGGGAAACTTTCTGGAAAGGATTTAGCCTTATTACAAGAAGGAGCAAGCGGACGTACTAACACTCTAGAAGAAAATAGAAAACAACATGTTTTTGATTTTGCTTTATGGAAAGCGGCGAAGGCTAATGAACCCAGCTTTACATCTCCTTGGGGATTTGGTCGTCCCGGTTGGCATATAGAGTGTTCTACAATGGTACGTGAAGAGCTTGGAGAAACGATTGATATTCATTTAGGCGGTGCAGATTTAATTTTCCCACATCATGAGAATGAAATTGCTCAGTCAGAGACAGCTACTGGTAAACCATTAGCTCGATATTGGCTTCACAATGGTATGGTTAACGTTAATGGAAAGAAAATGTCTAAGTCTCTAGGGAACTTCACGACGATCAATACATTACTTGAAACTAGTGTCTCACCGCTAGCGATAAGATTGTTTGTCCTTCAGACTCACTATCGTAAGCCATTAGATTTTTCATCGGATGCAATTAACGCTGCATCAACAGGATGGAGCAGTTTAGAAACGGCTTTACTAATAGGAAAGCGCTTTGGAAATGTTCTTGGATGGCACTTAGATATGACGAGCAAATTAAATATTTCATTGAAACTTGCAGAAGCGAATCGAGCGGAGAAGGAATCAATGGAATTATTCCTTACCAATAATCAAACATTACAAGACGCCTACTACCAGTTTATTGCTGCAATGGATGATGACCTCAACACATCAGCAGCGCTGGCTATCTTATTTAACTTAGCTCGTCCTTTGAAGTCCTTATCTAATCGTTTAGAACGCAAAGAGGTTCTAGACTATAGTGTGGCTCCTTTTCAAGAATTACAGTATCAGTGGCAGTTACTTGTTGGTTTGGCAGGGATGCTGGGATTTATAGCAGAGGAAAGAACTAGTAAAGAAACCAATCTCTCAGAAGGAGAAATTAAACAGCAAATTGAAGCCCGTAACAAAGCCAAAATTGCACGAGACTTCTCTACAGCTGATCAAATTCGTGATTTTCTCAAAGGTAAAGGTATAGAGTTGATTGATAAATCTAATAACGTCACAGAATGGATCCAACGTTAGACAAATTTAGCGAGCTCAGAGGATTCATAGTCTTTTTTGTAAGCTCTTGTTAGCATTTGTTATAATATTATCTATGTACAAAGATATAGTGTCTATTGTAAAACAAAAACTCTTGAGATTTATCAAGTTAAATAAATAGGGTTTTGATGATGTCGCGTTTTTCAAAACCTTAAGATTTTATTTCCGTGTTTCCAAATAGCATCTTCAGTCTTTGATTTAAGCGGTAATCCCTAATCATGGAATATTTGTCACTTAGGCTTAACGTCCACATCCATTTTAACATATTAAACACTTTCCATGTGGAAAGAATGAGACACTAAGTCGTATCCGCTAGTGGTGCCTGTGAAAGCAATCAGTGTGCTGGGATCTACCGGCTCCATCGGCACCCAGACTCTTGAAATTGTTGATTGTTTTCCTGAGCATTTTCGAATAGTTGCCTTAACGGCAGGCAACAAATTGGATCTTCTCGTAAGACAGATTACTAAACATAGCCCTGAGTTAGTAGCCCTAGCTGACACAAATTTACTAAAAGAGCTTGACGAACGTTTAAGTAGTCTCCCTCTTTCAGATAGGCCTCAAAGATTTCCTAAATTAGTTGGCGGAAGTGATGGTATTTGCACCGCAGCTTCATGGCCAACTGCTGATTTAGTAGTTACAGGTATTGTTGGTTGTGCAGGCCTTCTCCCCACTATAGCCGCCATTCGCGCTGGCAAAGATTTAGCATTAGCAAATAAAGAGACTTTAATTGCTGCCGGTCCGGTTGTAATACCAGAATTAGCCAAGAGTGGGAGCAAATTACTACCAGCAGACTCTGAACATTCCGCTATTTTCCAGTGTCTTCAAGGGACTCCTTGGAATCAAGACGTCACACGTCTTTCAACAGGCATACCTACACCAGGTTTGAAGCGAATCATATTAACAGCGTCTGGTGGCGCCTTCCGTGATTGGAAAGCTGTTGACTTGGGGAAAGTCACTATTGCTGATGCTATAAAACACCCAAACTGGAATATGGGGAAGAAGATTACAGTAGATTCTGCAACCTTGATGAATAAAGGGCTGGAGGTAATCGAAGCTCACTACCTATTTGGTTTAGACTACTCTCAAATTGATATTGTGATTCACCCACAAAGTATAATTCATTCTATGATTGAGCTGGTAGATTCATCAGTATTGGCTCAATTGGGATGGCCTGATATGAAATTGCCTATATTGTATTGCATGAGCTGGCCAAAACGTCTAGAAACACCATGGCCTAAGTTAGATTTAGCAGAAGTTGGACAACTGACTTTTCAGACTCCAGATAAAAATAAGTACCCTTGTATGGAAATCGCATATGAAGCTGGAAAAGCAGGCGGAACTATGCCTGCTGTTATGAATGCAGCGAATGAGCAAGCTGTTGCACTCTTTCTAGAAGGACAAGTTAGCTTTTTGGAGATTCCTAAATTAATCGAAGCAGTTTGTGAGCGTCACCAGAGTGATCTAGAGAAAAATCCAACACTTTCTGATATTTTAGCTGTCGATATTTGGGCACGAGAAGCCGTATATCAATCGATGATTAATTTAACGCAAAGGACTATTCATGTACTATAATTAGAACTTTTAATTTTAGAGTGCATATTTAGTATGGTTTTGAGATATACTTCAATCTAGCGTCTAATCTAAGATATTTTAGTAGAGATTACTCTTAGATCCTTGTTATAGAAGATAGCATGACGTTTTCTTTATCATTAGTGAAAACAGACTTTCCCCAATATCATTAGTTAGCTGATTTAATTTTATTACCTTTAGTGATTATGGATTCTTAATTGTAAAGAAACTGAGTAAGACCATACAATCTATGAACTCAGGCAATTATCAATCTTTAAGTAATTCAAGTTTCACACTACTTATATCTGATTAGTTGAGGAGGAAATCCTCTTTTACTACATTGTTAGCATAAAATAACTAAAACAATACCTGTATTCTTGTCTATTTTAAATCACGGTACTTTATCAACATTTGCTTGAATCAATCTTATAGTGATGATCGACGGAAACCATGTTTAGGACTACCATGGGGTTTGATACACAAAACCTGATTATCATAGGCTCAGGGCCAGCTGGTTACACGGCTAGTATTTATGCAGCAAGAGCGAATATCAGTCCTTTGCTGATAACAGGCTTTAGCGAAGGTGGTATTCCAGGCGGTCAGTTAATGACTACCACTGATGTTGAAAATTTTCCAGGCTTTCCACGAGGCATACTAGGTCCCGAACTGATGACGTTAATGAAAGAACAAGCAACTCGATGGGGAACACGATTCCTAGAGGCGGATGTTACGGGTATTAACTTATCTGTTTATCCTTATCGTTTATATACATCCGAAGGCCAAGAAATATGTACCAAATCAATAATTATTGCTACAGGTGCTAGTGCAAATCGTTTAAATCTTCCAAATGAAAATACTTTCTGGAGTAAAGGTATTAGTGCTTGTGCAATTTGCGATGGCGCTACTCCTCAGTTTCGCAATCAAAGATTAGTAGTAGTTGGTGGTGGAGATTCAGCCTGCGAAGAAGCTGTATATCTGACAAAGTATGGTAGTAAAATCGATTTAATTGTTCGGTCTGACAAACTTAAAGCTAGTGCAACGATGATTCATCGTGTTATGTCATCTCCTGACATTACGATTCATTGGAATACCGAAGTAATTGATGTATCGGGAGACCAATGGTTGCAAAAAGTAAAAATTAAAGATAATAAGAATGGTAATAAAAACGAGCTAAGTTGTAGTGGGCTTTTTTATGCTATTGGGCATACACCGAATACTAGGTTTCTTCAAGGACAACTAGCAACTGATATAAAAGGCTATCTAATAACCCAACAAGGTCGACCAGAGACTAGTCTTGAGGGTGTGTTTGCAGCTGGAGATGTAACAGATGCTGAGTGGAGACAAGGGATAACAGCAGCAGGAAGTGGCTGTCAAGCTGCCTTAGCTGCGGAACGTTGGTTAAGTCATTATGACCTTTCAGTACCTATAGAGATACCACAAACTGATGAACAAGAGACTACCAATCTAACTACAAACTCTATTGACGAAAATACGTATGATCCTGAAGCTCAGTGGCAAAAAGGTAGTATTTCCTTACGCAAGCTGTATCATGAATCAAATAGACCTTTGCTAGTTGTCTATACTTCCCCGACTTGTGGTCCCTGCCATATACTGAAGCCTCAGCTGAAACGAGTACTCAGTGAGTTAGATGGTAAAGCTCAAGGAGTGGAAATTGATATCGAATCGGATCAAGAAATTGCTTTACAAGCGGGGATTAATGGTACACCAACAGTGCAACTATTCTATAAGAAAGAGTTAAAACAAGAATGGCGTGGGATCAAGAAACGTGGTGAATTTAAAGCTGCTATTGAGTCACTGCTCTAAATTGAAATTCTTGACTGGTAGTATACTTATGCCAGTCTTATTCTAGCGGCGGCGAGGACCACCAGGTCGATTGCCGCCAGGCCTAGGACCTGAGGCACCCGTATTGCGTTCACGATATGTAATGCGACCGCGACTAAGATCATAAGGACTAATCTCGACTAGTACTTTATCGCCAGCTAATAATTTGATTCTGAACTTAGTGAGTTTTCCAGCTGCGCGGCATAAGCATTGATGACCAGCGGGCTGTTCGAGAGTAACGAGATAAAACCCATTTCCCTGCTCTTTTTCAATGACACCCGAGGTTTCAATCATGCGAGGAAGAAATGCCGAATCAGATCAGCTAAACAGTTTAGTTGGCCAGCTTCCCCTAAAAAAGGTACTGTCTGTTACTGAATCCTCTAAATTAGTTAGATTTTTAATTTTCATAAGGCTAAACTATTCAAGATTTTACATATCAGTCGTGTTAATACTATATAGTATTAGAATCCATCATCCTTGAGGATTATGTCGGGAAGAGTACTGTTAAAAGTGACATTGATAATATAACTTCGAGGGATAACCTAACGGGATCTTCTCTATATTTTGATTCTTACAAAGGATATTATAATAAAATCTTGTTCATCTATATACTAAATTATCTATCTAGATTTCAGGTTATTTAGCCTTCGTTAGACAATGTTAAACTCTTGCTTCAGCTGTGCCAACATAAAACAATATGCAATTCAATTCACTCATCATGTCTCACCTAGAGTCTTAAACAAAGCGAATAAATTGTTTAATTAATCTATAATATTTACAACATCAACGTCTTCTTTATATTGATGCTATGAAGGATTCATATACATCTATAATTTAGAATGGTAACCTTTTTTTGGCATCTTTATCTAAATCTGCTTCCATTTCTTTAAGTCGTCTAAGGATGGTATCATAGTACTCCTTAATATAATCCTCTAGCTTAGTTATATCCTTTGGATTAATATTAAATGCTTCGTAGGTAGCTTCCATAGGAGCATCTAAAGGTTTTCCATCACCGTTAATCTCAGCAAAAGCAAGTCGTTCTGCGATATTTAAAGCTGGTTCAAAAAATGAGACTCCACTTTCCATCAGCTTTATTAAGAATGGTTTTACACGGAAAACCCGTGCTGATTTACCACTAAAACGCTCGCATAATTGGATTATTTCACCGGTGTTCCATGCCTTAGGCCCAACTACTGGGAAACTTTTACGTATAGTTTCAGGGCGATTAATTGCTGCTACCGTGAAACGAGCGACATCCTGTGTATTCATATAAGCTATTGGGCTTGGGGTACCACTAACCCAAACAGTTTGGCTTTCCAATATTGGTATTGCAAATTGACCGATAACGCCTTGCATAAATGCAGCACCCCTAAGAATAGTATAGTCGAATTCTGAATTTGCTAAAAGCCTCTCTGTACAGTATTTTATATTCATAAGAGGTACACTTCGATAATTCTCTGCGCCTAGTAATGAGATAAATATAAAACGTCGAACATTGTTTTTCTCACATTGACGTAGTAAATTTAGTTTCCCATCCCAATCAGTAGTATAAACACTCCCTGAATCGGTAGGTCGTGAAGTAGCAGCATCGATTACTGCGTCAATACCTTCGAGAGCATAACTCAGACTATCTGGTTCCAATAAGTCACCACGAGTAAGCTCACACCCCCACTCTTGGAGAAAAGAGGCTTTACGAGGTGATCGCACCATACAACGTACCTGGTGCCCTTCATCCCGTGCCCGTCGGGCAATTTGACGACCGAGGGTGCCGGTTGCACCGACCACCAGAACCTGCATGAAGTCGCCATGAGACATATTGTGAGCCTAAAGCTGAAACTCCCGAATTACGACCGGTCTGGGTCGTAATTTTTGGAAGAGCTTTTTATGAACTAGTAACAAAGGTTCAGGTCCCTTACAGGGAATGCAATAGGAAATCTTGACTAAACTTATTTTGGAAACCCTGCCAGTATAGAGCTTTCGTTTCATAATTCAATCTCTGACCGATACTCACTACGTTAAACAAACTTAATAGAGTTCAGACTTCTTTAAACTGCGAGTGTTGAATTAAAACCAGCCGTTGCTTAACTTGAAGATCAATCGGTTCGCAGCATGAAGCATACTCTTTCTGTGCTCGTTGAAGATGAGTCTGGGGTCCTTAGTCGGATCTCTGGGTTATTTGCACGTCGCGGTTTCAATATCGATAGCCTTGCTGTAGGTCCCGCCGAAACTAGTGGTATCTCTCGCCTGACAATGGTAGTGGAGGGGGATAATCAGACGTTAGAGCAAATGACAAAGCAGCTTGATAAACTATTGAATGTAATTAGTGTCGTAAATTTGTCTCAAGTTCCTGCCGTAGAAAGGGAGCTTATGCTCCTTAAAGTTGCCGCATCGGAACAGAACCGTAGCACAATTTTGGATCTTGTACAGGTATTCCGAGCAAAAGTAGTAGATGTTGCCGATGAATCTCTAACCATCGAGGTTGTTGGTGATCCAGGGAAATTAGTAGCCCTTGAAAAACTAATGGCACCGTATGGAATTACAGAAATTGCTCGCACAGGCAGAATAGCCTTAGCAAGAGCCTCAGGAGTTAATACTGAGTTTTTGAAAAGCATTACAAAACCAAATAAAATTCTCGCTTAGACGCCAAGAGCCAGTGTAGCCTACTACTGTAAGAGATTATTAAAGCACTCTTGACTGTATTAAGTGATCGTCCTCTTCAATTTTATCTAAGATATCCATTCCTTCTGTAACCTGACCAAATACAGTATATCGACCGTCTAGCTCGGGTAATGGTCTTAAAACTATATAAAATGGGGAACCAACAGAGTTAGAATCCTGAGAGTGTGACATGGCTAAAGTTCCACGATTATGTAGACTTTTAATTCTACTCATATTCTCAATGTTAATCACGGATTTCCCGTAAAGAGGTTCTTTTTTACCCTCCAACGTAATTTCCATTGGGAGTATGCGAGGTTGCTTAACAATAGACTTACTGACATTATGGTATCCTGATACTTCGGTAGTAGTCGTACTTTCGATCTCACCAACGTGCACAACAAATGGTTTTAACTCTCTAATAACCCGGAGAAAAGGAGTACCGTTATAGGCACCATGCTTAACCAGGTCGATAAAACTACCAGTAGTTAGCGGCGCAGAATCATGGAATAAGGTAACGATGATTTTCCCTTTAGTTGTTAGTAATTCGACTTTGGTAACTTCTTTTAGGCAGCGAAAGCTACCTGAAAAACACGTAATAGGTATAGACTGTCTAGTTACGACTGGAAGAAAATTAAATGCTGTGAATGTTCCTATACATATTGCAAGAGGACTTATGATTGAGCGGAATAAAATTGAATACGGAATTAACATTATATAAATCTTGTTAAAATCCTTCTAAAGGAACTCCTAAGAACCGCGCTAATTTCGCTCCTTCTTGTTCCAATTGAGCTAAATTTATAGGCTCACCAATACGAGTGAGTGGCATATTTCTTCGTCCTTGTAAGCGTAGAGATAAACGACGTCGAGGATTAATTCCATCTCTGACTTCCATCTTGACAGCTAAAATTTCCTTGAGGGGAATCTCGATATTAATAATCTTGCGAAATCCTCTTCGTTCGATCACCGCTTTACCCGATTTACAATCAAAGCGATTGCTACCTGCTCCAACATCAATCGCGATTACAGTCCAAAGATAAGCTGAAAGTAGTAAAGCTGCTAGGCCATAAAGCCCCATTACTAGGCCTTGTGGTATCCAGACTAACGCGGAAAGATGTCCTACTGGTAATAGATCTGTATCAAAATAGCTCGAGAGCGAGGCCAAAAAAAAACCTATACCGCCAATCGTTACTACAATTGCAAGTAGGATGTTCGATAGTCGGCGTGAACCTAATACGGTTTGCTCTAACAGTTGATTTGAGTTAGAGCTCTTGGGAGGACCAAAAGAAACAGAACTCATGTGAAGATGCCCAGAGAACAACCATCTTCCCCTAAGAGCGAGCATCTGTGTTAGTAATCAAAATAGGTATCACCATACACAAAACTCAATTATAGTATTTGCCAATCAGACATTGGCATTTTTATTGAATGTCAGCGGATTGCAACTGTCTTCACAATGCTGCAAAACATTGTTACTATGTGGTCGTATCCCACAGCCCGCGGGTTTTCCGCACCGTTTTATCCATGACGATCGCTGTAGGGCGCGCACCGGCATCGAGAGGATGGTTCGACATCCTTGATGACTGGCTAAAACGCGACCGATTTGTTTTTGTTGGGTGGTCTGGCTTACTGCTATTTCCTACAGCTTACTTAGCTCTAGGCGGTTGGCTAACTGGCACTACTTTTGTCACCTCTTGGTATACTCACGGCATAGCTTCTAGTTACTTAAAGGGCTGCAACTTCTTAACAGCTGCTGTGAGCACCCCAGCTGATGCCATGGGGCATAGCTTACTCCTGCTTTGGGGACCTGAAGCACAGGGGGACTTTGTTCGCTGGTGTCAATTAGGTGGTCTTTGGGCATTTGTAGCATTGCATGGTGCTTTTGCACTAATAGGCTTTATGCTACGTCAGTTCGAGATTGCTCGACTGGTAGGTCTTCGTCCCTATAACGCTATAGCATTTTCGGGACCAATTGCTGTATTTGTAAGTGTATTCTTAATATATCCACTAGGACAAAGCAGCTGGTTCTTTGCACCTAGCTTTGGTGTAGCGGCTATCTTCCGTTTTCTACTGTTCCTGCAAGGTTTCCACAACTGGACCCTAAACCCATTCCACATGATGGGAGTTGCAGGTATCCTGGGTGGTGCTCTATTGTGTGCAATTCACGGTGCCACTGTAGAAAACACTCTGTTTGAAGATGGTGAGCAGGCAAATACCTTTAAGGCATTTGAACCTACTCAGGAAGAAGAGACTTACTCCATGGTCACCGCTAACCGCTTCTGGAGTCAAATATTTGGAATTGCGTTCTCCAACAAACGTTGGTTACACTTTTTCATGCTATTTGTTCCAGTAATGGGTCTCTGGACTAGCAGTATCGGGATCATTGGCTTAGCTCTTAACCTACGTGCTTACGACTTTGTAAGCCAAGAGATTAGAGCTGCGGAAGATCCTGAATTTGAGACTTTCTATACAAAGAATATTCTCTTGAACGAGGGTCTGCGTGCCTGGATGGCACCAGCAGACCAACCACACGAAAACTTCGTCTTCCCTGAAGAGGTTCTACCACGTGGAAACGCCCTTTAATTCTTCAATGGTGATCGGGGGTAAAGACCTCGATTCTACCGGTTATGCTTGGTGGGCAGGAAATGCTCGCTTAATCAATTTGTCTGGTCGTCTACTAGGTGCCCATGTTGCCCATGCAGGGCTCATGGTATTCTGGGCGGGCGCTATGATGCTATTCGAGGTGAGTCATTTCACTTTTGACAAGCCCATGTATGAGCAGGGGCTTATCTTATTCCCTCACGTAGCAACCCTTGGATACGGTGTAGGACCTGGTGGCGAAGTTACAGACTTATATCCGTTCTTTGTAGTAGGTGTTCTCCACCTAATAAGCTCAGCTGTCTTGGGCTTAGGTGGTTTATATCATGCGCTGCGTGGACCCGAGATTTTGGAGAATTATTCCAACTTCTTCTCGCAGGATTGGCGCGATAAGAACCAAATGACCAATATTATTGGTTACCATTTAATATTGCTCGGAGTAGGTTGCTTATTGTTGGTCTTCAAGGCCATGTTTTTTGGTGGTGTATATGATACCTGGGCACCTGGTGGCGGTGATGTTCGCTTAATTACCAATCCTACATTGAATCCTGGTATTATCTTCGGTTATCTTTTCCGAGCTCCATTTGGAGGCGAGGGTTGGATTATCGGAGTTAACTCTATGGAAGATATTATAGGTGGTCATATTTGGCTGGGACTAATTTGCATCTTTGGTGGTATTTGGCACGTAATCACGAAACCTTTTGGTTGGGTACGTCGTGCCTTTATATGGAACGGAGAAGCTTACTTAAGCTATAGTCTTGGTGCTTTAAGCTTAATGAGCTTTGTTGCATCTTCCTATATTTGGTTTAATAATACAGCGTACCCATCAGAATTCTACGGTCCTACTAACGCTGAGTCCTCCCAAGCTCAAAGTTTCACATTCCTTGTTCGTGACCAACGTCTTGGTGCGAATATCGGATCTGCTATGGGTCCTACAGGTTTAGGTAAATATCTGATGCGTTCACCCACGGGAGAAATCATCTTTGGTGGTGAAACTATGCGGTTTTGGGACTTCCGAGGCCCTTGGTTAGAGCCATTGAGAGGTCCTAATGGGTTAAGCCTAGATAAGTTACAAAATGATATTCAGCCATGGCAAGTACGCCGTGCAGCTGAGTACATGACTCATGCACCAAATGCTTCAATAAACTCTGTTGGCGGTATTATTACCGAGCCTAACTCTGTTAACTTCGTAAATATTCGTCAGTGGCTTGCTTCAGCGCAGTTTATCCTGGCATTCTTTTTCTTAGTAGGTCATTTGTGGCATGCAGGCCGTGCACGAGCTGCGGCAGCTGGATTTGAAAAGGGTATTGATCGTCAGGCTGAACCTACTTTATCTATGTCTGATCTCGATTAATTTATTAGTCGAAATCATTTATTCTTTATTGGTGAAATGCAGCCCTCGCTTAACAGCGAGGGCTTTTTATTCTTGTCATTCAGTATACTCATCTAATTAGATCTATAAATTATTAGGTATCCAACCAGACTTAAGAGGAAGAGTAGTAGAAGTTATGCTAGTATATTAACGTCAATTTTTATAATTTGTCAAGGGTGTCAATCTCTTGGCAAGTAGAATGACCATGTATCTAAGTGAATTAGTTGATCCTCTATCTCTGACCCGAGCCGAGGAAGGATTAAGATGTCTGCAATTGAAAAAGGAATTTTACATAGCTGCTGAGTTTGAAGCGTTTAACAGCGAGACAATCAGTAAAAGAGCAGAATTTTTGCACTACCCATTAAGTTCTACACAAGTTGAAAGTATCTTTATCTCCTTAATTGAACTTGGTGTATTACGTAGAGAAGTAGATGGACAAGGTCTGACTGAACGAGTTCGATTAACTCCTATGGGTCGACAAATCTTACATAGATGGCCAGAGAACTGGCCGTCTCCCGGAATATTAATTAGGTTGAAGTATAACTTTCGTCATATCTAATTAAGTGGAGTCAAGGAGACTCGAACTCCTGACCCCCTGCATGCCATGCAGGTGCTCTACCAGCTGAGCTATGACCCCGTGAGCGTTGATTCTTCTGATCAGCGCCTTATCCAATCTTACAACGTAAGGGGCTGTTTTTAGGTTAAGATATGATACTAATTGTATACTTAACTGAAGATAAGAATTCTATAATACACCCTTCTAAACCCCGATAAGAAGTTTTAAGTACAAATTCATTGTCAATTTGATGTAAGGTGTACTATCGAAGAGTCTTGAACAATTGATTTTTAAACACCTATTATTGCTGCCAATAAGACTTGTTGCGCATGTAGACGATTTTCAGTTTGATCGAAAATACGACTTGATTTATGTTCCATAACCTCTTGACTAATCTCTTCTCCACGATGCGCTGGTAAACAATGTAGGATTATTGCATCTTGATCAGCTTCATTTAATAGCCTTTGATTTAGGCAGAAACCGTCAAAGGCTTTCTCTCGTTTACTTTGTTCTAGTTCTTGTCCCATTGAAGCCCAAACATCAGTATATAATGCTTGAGCACCATGGACAGCTAACGCTGGATCGTTTACCACTTTTATAGTGGTGCCTTTACATGCTAATGAACGGGCTTTTGCAATAATCTTATCATTAGGCTCAAAACCTTTTGGTGATGCAATATTTATGTTTACCCCTAATAATGCGCCACAGAGCATCAGTGAGTTAGCAACGTTATTGCCATCACCTATGTAAGAGAGAGTGAGCCCCCTGAGATCACCAAAAGATTCTTGCAGGGTCAGAAAATCTGCTAAAGCCTGGCACGGATGTTCCAAATCTGTAAGAGCATTAACTACAGGAACTGATGACCAGTGTGCATAATCTATTAAATCTTGTTGAGCAAATGTGCGAATTGCTATAGCATCGCAGTAGCGACTTAATACACGGGCTGTATCATTTAAAGGTTCTCCTCGTCCAACTTGAGTTACGTTTGGATTCAGATCGATAGTGTGACCGCCTAAGCGAGTCATTGCCACAGAAAAGCTAACTCTTGTTCGTGTAGATGCTTTAGTAAAGATCAAACCTAGAACACGATTATTTAGATCAAAAGAGACCCTGTTATACTTTAAATCTAGGGCAAGACTTAATATAGCCTTGGTTTGACTAGAATCGAGGTTAGCTGACGATAGAAAATCATGGCCCTTAAGGCTATCCATTAGACCGTCGATTCTACTTTTAGAAGAGTTCATAATTTACTTTTGGGCTTTAAGTTAATTTAGTGATTAATTCTTGCATTTTGTGAACTCTAAAATAAATGAATGTTGAGAAAATAGAAAATATTTGTATAAAGAAAAAACTCAGGTGGTAGTAAATTTCTCTACCACCTGAGTTTTTTCTTTATACAAATATAAATAATATACAGACCGGTTTCAGATCTTCGTGTGGAAAAACGCTACCCTAGGATGGCATTACACACTGAGAAAGCAAATTCTTTAAATCATCACCTTCAATTACCTCTTTCTCAAGAATTTGCTGAGCAATAGATTCGAGAAGGTGACGATTCGTATTAAGAATTTCTCTAGCTTTAGCATGACCTCTATCTATCAAGTTGCGTACTTCTTTATCAATAGCTTGTGCAGTTGCGTCACTAACCTCTCTGCGCATATTCTGATTGCCTCCTAGAAAACGACCACCACCTTGCTTATCATATGCAAGAGGTCCTAATGTTTCACTCATTCCATAGGTTCCAATCATCTGTTCAGCAATGTCAGTTGCCCGCTGAAGATCATTCGATGCACCAGTAGTAATTGCACCAAAAATAATTTCTTCTGCAGAACGACCTCCTAATAAAGTAGCGATTTGGCCTTCTAGATCTTCTTTCGAGTTCAGAAACCTCTCTTCAGTGGGTAGTTGCAAGGTATATCCTAACGCGCTCATACCGCGAGGGATAATCGAGATTTTAGCAACCTTACTACCGCCAGGCATAAGATGACCCACGATAGCATGACCCACTTCATGGTAAGCCACTATACGCTTCTCATCGTCCTGAAGAACCCTACTTTTCTTTTCTAAACCAGCAACCACACGTTCGATAGCTTCGTTTAGATGTTCTTGTTCAACCGAAGTTCGGTAGGCGCGTGCTGCTAATAGTGCTGCCTCGTTTATTAAGTTAGCTAAGTCAGCTCCGGCAAATCCACTAGTAGCTTGCGCAATCAGGTCAAGGTTAACGTTATCAGATAATTTTACTTTCTTAGCATAGATCTCTAAAATCATTTTCCGACCAGATAAATCTGGGCGATCTACTAGAACTTGACGGTCAAAACGGCCTGGACGTAACAGAGCTGCATCAAGGATTTCAGGTTGGTTAGTTGCGCCTAGCACAATCACAGGCTTGTCTTTAGCCGCAAAGCCATCCATTTCTGTGAGCAACTGATTCAGCGTTTGTTCTCTTTCATCGTTACCACCCACTACCCCCATTGAACCGGAACGACTTTTACCAATTGCGTCAAGCTCATCGATAAAGATGATACAAGGAGCTTTTTGTTTAGCTTGGTCAAATAAATCGCGTACACGAGCTGCACCAGCTCCCACAAATAATTCAACGAATTCAGAGCCGGAAATAATGAAGAATGGAACGTTTGCTTCCCCTGCTACTGCCTTAGATAGAAGCGTCTTACCAGTTCCGGGAGGACCAACAAGTAATACTCCCTTCGGAATACGAGCACCAATTTCAGCATAGCGCTCAGGTGTTTTCAGAAAATCGACGATTTCGCTCAATTCTGCCTTTGCTTCATCTACCCCGGCTACATCTGCGAAGGTAACCCGTGATGCCTCATCAGGTATATATACTCTGGCCTTGGACTTCGTGAAACTTAGAGCTCCTTGAGCGCTATTCCCCATAGACCGTCTTGCAAAAAACTGTAAGACTAGTATGAAAATTAGGGGCGGAACGATCCAACTAAGGACAGTAACAAAGATATTTGGTTTCTTGGGAGGCGCGGCTGCAAACTCTACTCCTTGCTTCTCTAATCTTTGTGGTAAATCCATATCAAAGATTGGAGTAGTTGATAGAACAGATGGGCTACCAACCTCAGGGGTATTTAACTCATAACGAATCTGATCCTGTGTGATGTAAGCACGCTTTACTGCGCCTTCAGTAACTTGTCTAATGAAAAGCGAATAAGGGACGCGAGGAACTTGCGCTGTTGAGTTAGGAATAAAACTACTACAAAGGAGTAGTACCCCAAAACCAATCAACACGAAATTGATTACACGGAATCGCCGATTTGGGCGATTGTCATCATCTTGGCGAACAGCCATTAGAAAACCGTTAAGCTCTCCCCATAAACTAAATCCATCTCCGGGGATACGCCTTCTTCTAGAACGGGGGAGAACCGAACGTTACCAAAAGAGTATAATCATTTCCTGATTAATCAAGAGATACTGACAAAAACTCAAGGCAACTTTTCTTAACAATATATTTAGAATTAGCCCAACTATTTACAAAAAAGACAGAAGAGAAGGAACATCTAGCAAATTAAGTAGCAAGCTTATGTAAAATGATCTCATTATAAACTTATCAAAACCTAATTACTTTCCGAAAGTAGTCGATGAGTGAATTACAGTCTTTCAAGTCCCCGGATCAACCATATAATTCAGTGATCAGGCTTTGCTATAATTGTCGTGAGCTACTGCGTTAGGTTAGAAGAAAATTTCGTATTGAGATTATAATTGAATTGTTCTTTCATTCCATGTGTCGAATATAGACTTATCCATTTTTGTAACCCTATAGATACCAACTAAATGTAGCAAAAGTAGCTTGCAATCCAGTACGTGAATTTTCACAGCTTTAGGTGCCGTTTTAAATTTTGGGGAGGTTCATACTACTAAAATTGCTGGAGGAAACGCAAATCACTAGTGTATAGCCGACGAATATCGTCTATACCGTGTCGGACCATGCAAAAGCGCTCCACTCCTAGACCCGCTGCAAATCCACTCCAACGCTCTGGATCTAATCCTAAACCTTCCAAAACCGCTGGATCAACCATTCCACAACCCATCACTTCCAACCAACGATCTCTCCACTGAACATCGACCTCTGCTGATGGTTCAGTAAATGGAAAATAGCTAGCTCTAAAACGCACTGGCAAATCACCAAAGAACTGTTTCAAGAAAGCCATTACGGTACCACGCAGATGACTAAAATCTAAACCTTCATCAATAGCTAAGACTTCCACTTGATGAAAAACGGGCGAATGGGTAGCATCTACGCCATCACGGCGGTACACGCGTCCAGGTGCGATAATTCTTGTAGGTGGTGGATTCTTTTCTAGATGACGTATCTGAACGGGAGAAGTATGGGTGCGTAGCAAGGAACTTTCTGACAAATAGAAAGTATCCTGCATGTCACGAGCTGGATGATGTTGAGGTATGTTGAGTGCTGTGAAATTATAGTAGTCAGTCTCAATCTCTGGCCCTTCTTCTACAGAATATCCAAGACCACAAAAAATATCCACGATATCTTCTGTAGTTTTTATTAATGGATGACGATGGCCACTTAGAATACCAATTGATGGAGCTGTTACATCTAATTTCTCACGAGTAATTCTTTCATTCATTACAGCAGTCTTCATTAAAAGTAATCTTTTCTTGAGTAATGAGTTAATCTCTTCTTTAAGTAAATTCGCTCGTTGTCCAATTAGAGGACGCTCTGTTTCTGATAGCTTACTCATTTGTGATAATATTGCTGGCAGTTCTCCTTTTTTTCCGAGTAGAATTACTCGCAGATGGTCTAGAGTAGCTGCATCACTGGCATCAGTTATCTGGCTAACAGCATGAGCTTCGAGTGCTTCTAGCTGATAGGTGAGCTGCTGAAAATTGGTAGAGGCGCTCACAGAGAACGTAATAGTAAATAATTAGGAAGTCTAGAACAGTTAACTTAATCCTTGATTAAATTATTCTCGTTTTGTTATATTGCCTGATGATTTTTCTTAAGATTTCCGTTTCATGATAATTGAGCAACCCAAGCAAAGTTAAGTATGGATTTTTACGGTAGCATTTTCAAGCAGAATTATATACCCTTTTCAAAAGCCATAGAGTGAGCAGTAAGCCTAGTAAATGAGCAAAGAGTACTTGAGTATTACTGAGTACAGACAGCATCTCTATTGATGTAATTGGATACCCAGCCAAACTCACACCTTGGAAGTTAGAAGCAGGGTTACTACTGAAAAAACCTGGAATTTGAAGAGATGCTTGTATAAACAGGCTTCCTGAAAGAGCCTGATATCCAAGTGCTGCAAATAACAGACCCAATAAGTCACTTACCAAACCATTCTTAATAAGATTAATAGTTTCCTTCTTACTAGGACGTGAAACACTATTTAGTGCCCTACCTTTAGCAATAATCAATCTTCCTTGCCAAAGACTATAGAGTAATACTATGAATGAAAGAGTAGTAAGAGATAACCCTGGGCCTAATCCTAAAACTCGGTCTGAATTAGCAGTTAGTCTATTTCCGATATTATTGAATAGAAGTATACTTATGACAACTACGCCAAGGATAGCCTGGAGCCAAAAACGTATCCAACCAGTACGGCGCAATGCTACCGAGATATGCTGCAAGTTGAGGCGGGTAGGCATCAATGTTTAACAAGGAGTTAGAGCCTAAACAAATCTGGCATGAGAAGATTTTCACGGCGAGAGTATATGTTTTATAGTTTGCTTTTAGGCTAAGATTGTAAAATTGCGATTTATCGGTATTGATCCCATTACGTTCACCACAAGAAGCCAGGAGGCCTACTGCAGTTGCGGTAGGCAGCTTTGATGGATTGCATCAAGGCCATCGGCGTGTAATTGCTAAAATAAAATCCAATACAGATATAAAGAGCATACCAACAGTTGTTAGCTTTTGGCCTCATCCAAGGGAAGTTTTGCATGGCGATTCGCGATTACGATTGGATATGCCAGCTGAAAAATTAACTTTACTGGAGTCATTAGGTATAGAGCAACTTGTCTTAGTTCCTTTTAATAAGCGATTAGCCAATCTTAGCTCCGACCAATTTGTTAAAGAAGTGCTGAAGCAGCAGTTAGGGGCTGTGAAAATCGCTGTAGGTCAAAACTTTCGTTTTGGGGTTAATCGAACCGGTAATATATCTGACCTTGGTCAAATTGCCCAAGAGTTAGGTATTAAGGTTGAAGTTCTTCCTATGTTATGTGATGGTAAAGAGAAAATTAGCAGTAGTCGTATTCGTAAGGCTCTCACAAAAGGTCAGATTTATGAGGCGACTCGCCTTTTAGGCCGTCCGTATCGTTTCAGTGGTAGCATAACGAGTATATGGAGCATAGAAAGAAAAGCTTGTTGGGATAAAATAGTTTTACAAGTTGATGGGCGTAAATTTTTGCCTTGTGAAGGCATATATGCAGTTTGGGTACGTCTTGCACAGTGTATCACCTCTCAATTTAGTATAGGTGCAATGATGAGTCTTAGACAACACTTATCTGTCAAATCAGCATCATCATATACGATAGAAGTTTACTTACCACAGAAGCGAATCCTATCTCCAGGTTTAGAATTGTATATAGAACCCGTGCACTTAATTCGTAAACAACAGCAATTCCCAAGTCTTACAGAGATGAATCAACAAATAACTAAAGATATTGAGTCTGCGTATAAAATCTTAGGAATCACAAAGACTGAATAGGAGAAAGATCATCGGATGATGAGACGAAATTAGTAAATTTCCCTTTCCGTAAGTGAAGTGTTGAAGGTCCTCGCTGCATGGTAGCCGACTAGGGCATCAAAGCAAGACAACATTAGAGAAATAATTGAGCATCTCTATAACAGTATTCTGTAAGTTATTATATGGACAGTTTAGTTAAGGGCACCTTTTGGAGATTGTCACCATTATGGAAAACAGATCCTAGAATTCATTTATCTCAATGTCATGTTGTTATTTCAGTTTATGTTATCCTCGCTTCGGATACCTAAAATAAAGGTTACAGGTAAACCTTTCCTACAGAAATTTTGTAAAATTTTTATCCTACCAATTCTGGTTCTAATTTTAATACTGAACAACCCTACCCCTACAGATGCTGCTAGTGGTGGACGAATGGGTGGTAGTACATTTTCCTCACGTAGAGGACAAAGCAACATACCACGATCTAATTATTATTCTAGTTATCCGTCTATGGGAGGTAGCATTGGGTTTCCTTTCTTGATACCAATGTTCGGATTCGGCGGTGGCGGGATGTTTGGCTTTCTAATATTTATGGCAATCTTGGGTATTTTGGTTAACGGCTTCAGAGAAAGTGGAATATCATCATTTAACGAAAGTGGCGAAGGAGCCTTAGCTCAAAACCACGAAGGACCAGTTACTATGCTCCAATTGAGAATTGGCTTACTTGCTAGTGCTCGCGATTTACAAACAGATTTACGTTACCTTGCCAGTGTAGCTAATACCGGTACCAGTAAAGGATTACAACGTGTCTTGCAGGATACTATTCTTGCTCTTCTGAGACACCCACATCTCTGGGTATATGCTAATGCTGACTGTGGACAAGTACCGTTCATGGCAGCTGAGTCCACTTTCAATCGGCTTTCTATGGGAGAGCGTAGCAAGTTGCGCTCAGAAGTTATTTCTAATGTCGATGGTTACCAAACGGAGTCCCTATCGGATATAAGGTCAGGCTTAGCCGATGCTACTAGCGAGTTCATTGCTGTAACAATCTTAGTTGCATGTAAATCAAGGGTAAGCTTTAAGGGAGCAAATAGCGCAGAAGATTTACAGGAATCCTTGCGTGTAATTGGATCAATTCCTTCGGATTCACTAATAGCATTAGAAATAATTTGGCAACCTGATGGAGCAGGTGAAGTCCTTAGTACTGAAGAGTTACTTACCACATATCCAGAGTTACAACACTTATAATAATTTTTCTCTCTCTCTTTGCTATCTTGATCAATTTTATTTGTGCCCAGAAATCTGTCAACAAATTAGAACTAGCACATCTTATAGTATCTTAGTTTATTGTCAGGTTAACCGATCTTGTTCAGCAAAGCCACTGCATAACAGGCTACACCTTCTTCTCTACCTACTGGACCTATTTTCTCATTGGTAGTTGCTTTTATTCCTACTTGATTAGTACTTATCCTCATTGAACAAGCTATAGCATCTCGGATATTTTGAATGTGATTTTTTAGTTTAGGACGTTCTAAAATTAATACAGTATCAATATTCGATATAATCCATCCTTGTTCATAGATTAAATCTACCACCTTGGCTAATAGTAGCAAACTATCTGCCCCCTTCCACTGAGGATCGTCAGGAGGAAAGTATTTGCCGATATCACCTAATGAAAGGGCACCTAATAATGCATCAATTATAGCATGTGCTAGCACGTCCGCATCGCTATGTCCATCAAGTCCTAGATTTTCAGGATGGTCTATCTGTTGACCGCCTAAGATTAACAAACGTCCAGGAACAAGACGATGAATATCATAGCCGTTTCCGATGCGAAACTCCATAGCCTTTTACAGATACGAACACCTTGAAGATGTTCAAGTTGTCGTCCCTCATCATGCCATGGCAATCAGGTTATACCGTTAACTCACCTTTTTGATTTTCAGTTATCATTACTATCGTGAGATAGTAAATCAGGCCGCCTTTGTACCGTGCGCAATTTTTGCTGCTTCGTACGCCATAATTGAATAGCCTGATGGTCACCATTTCTAAGAACATCAGGTACCTCCATCTCTCGAAATCTCGCAGGTCGAGTATAATGAGGATACTCTAATAATGAATGACTGTGACTTTCCTGAGTCAAGCACTCAGATTTTCCCAAGGTTCCAGGTAATAATCGCGTCGTTCCATTAATGATAAGCATTGCAGGTAACTCTCCACCAGTAAGAACAAAGTCTCCAACTGAAACTTCTTCATCAGCCAAGATACGAATACGCTCATCAAATCCTTCGTAATGCCCACAAATCAAGATTAATTGCTTATAAGTATTTGCCCAACGTTGTAAGTCCGCTTGCCTCATTAATTTTCCTTGAGGACTCATTAATAGTGTTCGACGTGGTTCTATAATTGGTAGGGCTTCAACAGTAGCAAATACCGGTTCAGGTTTAAGCAACATTCCTGTTCCACCACCATAAGGTTCATCATCCACTTTGCGGTAGTTTCCTTCAGCGTAATCTCGAGGATTATGAATATATAGCTCAGCTATGTTAGCCCTAAATGCTTTACCGATCACTCCTAACGTCCGCAACGGAAGGATTGCTTGAGGAGCTAGAGTAATTACATCGAAGCGAACATTAGTCATGAATAATGTTTAATTAAATAATACCTTGATTTAACCGACGGATTTCAGAGTGGAACTTGGCCTCGAGCAATGTACTATCAGGGTTAAGTGTAATTTTACTAGATAATCGCAAATTGGGTTTTGTAAACCAAATGCGTTCATGTTCCTCTTCATCTCTGAGCGGATTACGCCATGTAAGTTCTAGACTTCCATCTGTTCTAAAATTCCATTGTCCAAAACTAGAATCTTCACTAGTAAAGTGACCGTCCAGAGAAAAATATCGAGTAGTTGCTGTGTTAGATGTTGTATTAATAACAACTTGCTTGAACTTACCTTCTAATGAAGATAATTCTATAGTTATCATGGACTTTTCGCTACTATGCCAATTATTTTCACTCTTTGATAGTTCAAAAGAGCTACATAGCGCCATCCATTGACCAGTGCACAATGATAGGAAATCCTCAATGGATGATGGAGGAAAAACCATCATTGCAGTTTCTGCTTTGTTCATCAAATCCAAGAATAATAAGTTTGTAATTCTTTCGATTAACTTACCTTATCCTATTTATTGATGATTATTGCTCAAGCGTTTACTCATGATAATAGTTACTTTATACAGAACAGTTCTGTGATTCAAATAAACTCATGACATAATTCAGATAGGACAAATCACATACTTATTACACATTCTATTCAGTTAGGAATTATACCATAATCTAAAGAAAGTCATGAGATATTTAGGATTTTCAATAAAAAGGCTAACATTGAAGATGTCTAAAATTTAGCATCTGCAATGTTAGCCTTTGTCGATGATTTTCAGCTAGGGTTGTTCTAAACTTTTTAGGATAACCTTAGAAATAAGAAGAAGCAGATAATAGCATCTTTAATTTCCTAGGGCTGCGAGGTAATTAGCTTCTACAAAATCCCAGTCAACTAGCTTATCAAGATATACATTAATATACTCAGCACGGCGATTCTGATAATCTAAATAGTATGCATGTTCCCATACATCCATCGTCAATAAGGCCTGTTGACCATGAACTAATGGGAGATCTGCATTACTAGTTTTTGTGACTTTCAGCTTTCCATTATCTAAAACTAGCCAGGCCCAGCCACTACCAAACTGGGTCATACCTGCCTGTTTAAATTGATCTAGAAATGATTCAAAACTACCAAAATCTTCATTAATTTTTTTGGCCAGTGTACCATCTGGGTTAGGCTTACCTTTGGTCTTCGGATTCATACACTTCCAATAGAAGCTATGGTTCCAGACTTGAGCCGCATTATTGAAGAGGACAACATCACTAGGCTTATTAAAAGTAAAGACCAATATTTCTTCAAGGCTTTTATTGTTTAAATCAGATCCCTTAACTAACTCATTAAGTTTATCTACGTAAGCACTATGATGTTTACCGTGATGAAAAGTGAGAGTTTGACTAGAGATGTAAGGCTCAAGTGCGTCAATACCGTAAGGTAAAGCAGGAAGAGTATGAGTCATGAAAGCACAAAAAAGCTGAGTTGAAAGCCCCGGAAGGAGGCTAGGTCAAGCTTAAAACGCATGATCCTTCAATCTATTGTAACAATGACTAGTGAGACTGCCAGTACGGTTTGCCGTTGTCTCTGATACCAGTCTGAATACTATCAACTATGTTATATCCAGAAGTTGTACTTCATAGACTAGGTTAGCATTTGGAGGTATACTGGACCCAGCGCCTCGAGAACCATAGGCTAAATTCGGTGGAATTATTAAAATACGTTTACCCCCTACTCTCATTCCTTGGAGCCCCTCATCCCACCCCCTAATAACTTGGCCCGTACCCAGAGCGAAAGTAAAGGGATTACGAGCATACCTTTTATCAAATTCCGTACCATCTTCTAGAATCCCACGATAATTAACACTTATGGTTTGGCCGATCGTTGCTTCATCGCCGGTTCCTGTAACCACATCTTGAATTCTTAAGCCACTGTAGGTAGTTTGTTCATCAGTAGTTGAGTTCATGGAATCATCATTGTATATATCCTTTTTCCCGTTATCTTGATCTATTGTATTCGGTCCCTTAACAGAAGTGGCATTAAATATATTCTTTGACAGACTGTCTGTATTCTGCTTTGCATTCCTATTGGTAATTGTATCATTTTGAATAGGGGTAGGTGCCATAATAAACAAGGTAGGGTTAGGAATATCAGGATCTACAGTTAAAGACGAGAGAACATTATCTACCTTGTTTACCGGATTTGATGATTTCCGCATAGTATACAAGGAGTCTATGTTTTCTTCGGATGTCGAGGATTTAGTTAATTGACTAATGAGAGCAACCAATAGAAAAAAAATAAAAAGACCCGTACTGATCAAGATTTCAGACATAGATTGAGGGAAGCGGAGAGATGAAATTATTGCAGCCTTAGCTTAATCAAACCTAAAGTATATATTAGTTATTTATTTAAGTTTTCTCTAAAATAAAGTTTAGTGTATCAGTATATCACGTCAATGATTTAGGAGCATTCTAAACCACTCAACCCTAAAGTAAAAGGTGCCAGTTTCTGTATTGATTTATCTGTAAACCAACGATAAGTAATGTATCAAGCAATGTGTTTTGAGTGGATCTGTTTGAGCCATGATCTACATTTTACCAATCCTACAGGCATATTTTTAATAGTTTAAGGACATAAATCGAACAAGTCATCCAAATACCAGTAATAGATCCTAGATATAATGAACAAACAAAGCATTATCTCCTTATTCATTATATCAAGCTCTGGAGTTTTATTTGGTTGGAATCTCGTACCATCTACCACTCCATGGATCTCATGGCTATCGATAGCAATTCTTTGGGAAGGGTTGACTTTTAATCCATTCATAATACCCGAATCACTCACTATACGGGCCGCCTTAGTATCATGTTTATGGGGGTTTATAGCAGTATTGGTTAGTCATCGATGGCTACTATGGCTTCATCCTATTGGATGGATAGGCATACCAAATTTCCTCAGCTTCCCAATTTCTTTACTATTATTAATTGGATTAGCTATAGCTGGTGCATTATTAGTTGGAACCTGGGGGGTACTTGCTATATGGCTTGACCCTCGCCGGCCCTTTTCTGCCTTTATACTTGCAGGGATATGGGGACTTGCGGAAATCTTCTTAGCTAAAGGTCCTTTGTTCTGGATTGGGCTTGGGATCTCAACACTCCCAGGGGATCGGATCTTAACAAGCTTTGCTGCACTTGGTGGTATGGGAACACTCGCCGCTATGCAGTTATTAATCGGTTGGAGTTTCTGGAAGCTCGTACTCATTACTCAAAACAACAGTAAGCATATAAAATCATCCGTACTGCTTTGGGTAATATTAATATCTTGTCTTCATATTGTACTCTACTCTCATACAGAAGTAATCAGCAATCACAATATTTACAAAACCTCACTGACATCTACTTCTGGTTTGGAGAAAATATTAGTTTGGCAACCTTCTATCCCTACACGAGAGAAATTTGGGCTAAAGGAACAAATCAAGTTACTAGCGAAATTGAAGACTATAGAATCTTATAGTAGCACATTGTCTATACCTCTAGTCTTGGCTCCAGAAGGCACTTTGGACATAAATCAATTCACACATGAAAACCCTACTTTTGAATTGTTAACAGGTGGATTCCACCAATCTCGGAACCACATTTACAGTGCAGTCTTAGATTTTATCCCAACAAAAAATCAGACAGTCTCTTGGACTAATAAAAGAAGATTAGTTCCTTTAGGAGAATGGGTACCCTTTAGAAGAATCTGGCAATGGGATGGTTTATCGGCTATCGGAGGAATTGACCAAGGAACGTCACCCAGAATCTTAAACCGTGAGAAGGAAACTATAGGTATAGGAATCTGTTATGAGCTCAGTGATGGAACGACCCTGGCAGCAGCTACTCATGTCGGTATTCACTGGCTCATAGTACTAGGAAATCTTGATCCTTATAGAGGATTGTTACAAAAACAGTTCGAAGCATTAGCTCAGCTTAGGGCTATAGAAACAGGACGTTGGTTAGTTAGTGTAGTTAATACTGGCCCAAGTTCTGTAATTAACAATCAAGGGGCGGGACACAAGATATTGCCGGCGTTTCTCCCTAGTCTAGGTATCATAGAATTACGAAGAACTATTCATCTTACCCCTTATGATATCTTTGGAGAATGGTTCTTAGCTATTATTATACTAGGGGCTGGTATAATATTGGCATTGTCTAAATCTATCAAACCCCCTCTAGACAATAGAGTATAATGGTAGAGACGATTATCTCTTTAAGAATAATAGAAGATTCACTTTCTTTGAATTCCGATTGAAAATGATAAGAACATCGTATAAATTTGTCACAAAGTGTTGCTTATAAAGGTATAAGCCCTGCTAACGTTAACTCTACAGTAATAAGAGAACTGAAATTCTACAGAAATAGGCTCGGTTAGATCGGGGATCAATACCCAATTAATAGCGCCACCAAAACAAGCCTTGCCTAAAAGATTTTTCTGAGAATCAACAATGCCCTGTATTATTTGTTGCATGAACGTATACTATACAAAGTGGCTCTCTGGAAGAAACTTTTAATACTTCACCCTGCTCGATAGCAAAGTACTCAATTATTCAAAACCAGTTACTAATTACAATATTTCATGACACTGAATTGCTACAAATATCATCTAATTCAGTAATTTAATAGTAAAGTGTTGGTTCGTAAGAATACCCCTTCTTTTTGTTAAATCTATCCTTATTCTTCAGCCCATATGTAACGAGCAAGTTCCTTCGGGTCAGGTTCAGGTGCTGAAATAGCGAATTTTACAGCATCCTCTATCTCAACGTCTATTTCTTTCTCAATCTTTCGTAGTTCTCGATTTGTAACTAGTTTTTCACTTAATAAATAAGATTCAAAATTTTTAATAGGGTCTCGTTGGATCCAAAACTGTTTTTCTGTTTGATTTCGTAATTCATCTGGATCTGCCAAAGAGTGACCTCGAAACCGATATGTTAAACATTCCAACAAGGTTGGGCCTTGCCCTCGGCGGGCTTGTTGAATAGCTTTCTCAGCTGCGTTCCGTACCGCTAAAACATTCATTCCATCTACTACAACTCCTGTCATACCAAACCCAGCTGCTTTGCGCCAAATTTCGGGCTCACTGGTTGCGCGAGAATGGTCCATTCCTATAGCCCATTGATTATTTTCAACTACAAACAAAATTGGAAGCTTCCATAATTGTGCCATATTTAAACATTCATAAAATTGACCAACGTTACAGGTACCATCACCAAAAAAAGCTACGGTGACAGCATCACTCATCCTATCCCCCATTACGTCTCTCCTGTAGCGACTACTAAAAGCCGACCCAAGAGCAACTGGGATCCCTTCCCCGATAAAAGCATATCCACCTAGTAAATGATGTTGATAAGAGAACAAATGCATAGATCCACCACGGCCTTTACTACAACCAGTTTCTTTACCAAATAACTCACTCATCACCTCACGCGGTGATACTCCTGCACTTAGGGCATGGACATGGTCTCGATAAGTGCTACAGACCCAATCGTACTGGGGTCTTAACGCTTTAATAACACCGGTTGAGACGGCTTCTTGACCATTATAAAGGTGAACGAAACCAAACATTTTACCACGATAGTACATTTCAGCGCATCTATCCTCAAACCGCCGCCCTAGAGTCATATCTCGAAATAATGCAATTCCTTCTTCCCTAGAAAGCGGACTAGATGGAAAGGAACCTATAGCCTGAATACGGCTAGCATGTGAACCTGGAGTGTCAATAGAATTTATGGTTGTTGATGATACTGCAACCTCTTTCAACATAATGAGGTAATTTCTTCTGGGCAGATTTTACTGGGTCTGTCATTGTGACCTAAACTAGATGAAATTATTCACAAAAGACTGTGCTATATTTAGATCTATGCTTACTAAGACTCGATCAGCTATCAACACTCAAGACTCTTAAATATCGTAAGATTTGCATATAAGATATTCATTTTATTTGAAACTATGTCTTATGGTATTGGACCGTAGTATACACCATGTTGGCAGGGTAGATATAATTTTTCTACATCTCAACCCACTATCTTGGCTGGTGGCATGCGAATTTATGCAAACTTATGCTAACGTATACTACAGCTTTTAAGCTCGAAACTACTAATATGAGAATTGGTCAAGAGGTAAAGCTAACAGTATTACTTTCTTTAGCTTGTTACCGAGCAGCATCTGAGGATTGGGATCATCGTCATTATAAGAAAGTAACTTTATGGCTTCGGCAGTGTATCAATTTACTTGAACGTACCGGTCGATTTCCCGGAAAATGTTTACAGCTTGAGAAGACATTCAATTTCTTATTACCATATACGATACTTGACTTAGTCAGTTGTAACTTTACAAACCGACTTAAACGTAAAAATGATTTTACCTTAGTCAAATCCTTATTATTTCAGACTCAAAGATTTCAGGAACTTGATATCCCGGTATTTACGGAAAATGCTAATCAAACATTTTTTGTACAAATTTTCCGTTATTTTACGTTGCAGGAGCAATTAGATCTTTTCCAATCTTGGGAAAAATATCAGTCCCCATCAGGATTTTCTCTGAATACATATACACAACTCGCAAGTGGTTTTGCCCAAAAAAAACCAGAACTAGTGTTCTCATCATTATTGAGATTTTATACCTTGGCAGACTCAAGAAAGAAATCCACAATGGCTTATTTTCAATTATTATTGGGAGATGTTAATCAAGCAGAAACTTTTTTCTTGCAAGAACGTAATACTGCTAACACTATATCGAATCCAACTCAGTTTAGTCAGTGGGATAATACATTAGAAATCCTTTGCAGTAGTACTTCTGATTGGTTAATGAATGAAGTCTTGAAAGGATATAGAGATCTCAATATTAATGTAAATCTGCAAGAATGGTTTAACAGCAAAAGGGTATTACTTGATATAGACAGATTAGAATACAAAAGAACTCATTTTTACAAGATAGTGTTCAATGGAAATTCGTCGACTATCGTGAGTAAGCGCTTGGAAAAGGCGAAAGAAATACATAGGCACCCAAAATTATTTAATCAGCATGCGCAGCTTCTCTCTAATTCCATACCTACTGGCCTGAAAACTAGATCAAGACAAGGATATGTCTATTCCAAAGTTGTATCCTCAGAACCGAAATACCGTTTACTAAATTCTCTAAAAAGATCTATTACACTTGATACATTAGCAATCCTAGCCCAGAACTGTAAAAGGTTAGCATATTATTCCGCAGGTCTAGTTAGTATTTCATTGTTCCTCGCGGTTTGCAAATCGGTTAAACATGAGTCAACAGTGTATGACAGTATTGCCAATCCTCATATCTCGTTAAAACAGTTAAAAAAGCATATAAGCAATATCAAGATTCAAGACCATCCTAATGACCAGGCTAAAAGTAGAATTGCGACAAAGACCTTAATTCTACCCATAACTCATTTGAGAGTTTCTTGCTCTGAGCTTAAGAACTTGATTAACATTTGGCTTTACAATAAATCCCGGACATTAAACAATCAGGATTCGATAGAAAAGCTTAATAATCTAGTAGATAAAGACTTAACAAAATCTGTGGAACAGGAGAGATTGAAATACATTGCTCATGGCCACCATCATAGCATTAGAGCTAGAGTAATTACATTGGCAATCCTCTCAAAAGACTCGATAGGTTTGGAAGCAGAGGCTTTAATTGAATATAGAGATCAGCAATCGAATAAAAACAATCAAGTAATAAAGGATATTAGCGAACGAGTATTTACGGTTACATATACCTTGCGTTACGAGACTGGTTTATGGCGATTGCATAATTATATTAATCTGAGTTTTATGTAATTCATCAGGGTAAAACTTGTTAATCTATCAATTGATCACTACACTTAAGTCTGAAAGATTTATGCCTTAACTGTACCCGATTACGGGGCAGCAGGTAATTCTACCAGATTATGTTTGACCAACTTTCTGCAAGGTTTGAAGACGCTGTAAAAGGACTTAGAGGCCAAGCCACCATTAGTGATACAAATGTTGATAATGCTTTGAAGCAGGTCCGTAGAGCACTACTAGAAGCTGATGTAAGCCTCTCAGTAGTGAAAGAGTTTATAGAAGAAGTGCGTACAAAGGCAATTGGAACTGAAGTTGTTCGTGGAATAAAGCCGGATCAGAAGTTTATTCAAGTTGTATACGAACAATTGGTAGAATTAATGGGTACAGAAAACACCCCACTAATTAGAAACAATGGTAATCCTACTGTTATTTTAATGGCAGGCCTTCAAGGCGCCGGGAAAACAACGGCTTCTGCCAAGTTAGCATTATATCTAAAAAGCCAAGGAGCTAAAGTCCTTATAGTGGCTGCTGACATATATAGACCAGCTGCTATTGATCAATTGCATGTTCTTGGAAAACAAATTGATGTAGAGGTTTTTAGCATTAGCAAAGATGTTCAACCTGAGGAAATTGCGGCTGCCAGTATTCAAAAAGGATGCGAGGAAGGATTTGATTGTATAATAATAGATACCGCTGGTCGTCTCCAAATTGATACTGCGATGATGGAAGAGATGGTACGAATTAAGTCAGCCGTCAGTCCTGATGAAATACTTTTAGTCGTAGATTCAATGATCGGCCAAGAAGCCGCTGAAATTACCCGTACTTTCCATGAACAAGTAGGCATTACCGGAGCGATCCTTACTAAACTGGATGGTGATGCACGTGGGGGGGCAGCACTATCTATTCGTAAAGTTAGTGGGGCACCAATTAAGTTTATTGGTGTGGGTGAAAAAGTTGAAGCTTTACAACCTTTTCATCCTGAACGAATGGCTAGTCGAATACTAGGTATGGGTGATGTTTTGACGTTAGTAGAAAAAGCTCAGAAAGAAGTAGAATTGGCTGATGTTGAACAGATGCAGAAGAAATTACAAGAGGCATCTTTTGATTTCTCCGACTTCCTTCAGCAAATGCGCTTAATTAAAAGTATGGGATCATTGGGAGGTTTAATGAAGATGATTCCAGGGATGAATAAAATTGATAGTACAATGCTTAAACAGGGTGAAGCTCAACTCAAGCGTATTGAGGCTATGATTGGTTCAATGACACCTCAGGAGCGCCAAAACCCAGGATTACTAGCATCTCAACCCAGGAGACGAGGACGTATTGCTCAAGGCAGTGGTCATACGCAAAATGAAGTAGATAAGATGCTTGTTGATTTCCAAAAAATGCGGGGCTTTATGCAACAAATGACACGAGGTAATAATTTAGGTAACCCATTAAGTATGGGCAATAACATGTTCAATTCGCCAGGTATGTCTTCTGGTAAGGGTATATTTAAGCAGTCCAATGCACGTGGAGGACGGAATAGTAAACCTAGTAAAAAGAAAAAAGGCTTCGGTCAACTTTAGGCACTCAACAAGTTATAGTTGGATTCTGGTGCAGAAGCTAATTCGTGCACCCTCAATCTCCAATCCTTTTTATATAACAAGACTCAGATGATTAAACTCCGCCTAAAACGGTTTGGCAAAAAGCGAGAGGCTAGTTTTCGTCTTGTAGCATGCAACAGTACATCAAGGCGTGACGGCCGTCCATTACAGGAGATGGGCTTCTATAATCCGCGTACAAAAGAGATTCGGTTAGACACAGAAGCTTTAAGAATACGTTTGCAACAAGGCGCTCAGCCGACAGACGCGGTACGCTCTTTATTAGAAAAAGGCGGATTGATTGAGAAAAGCATTCAACCGGCTGAAGTGGTAGGTAAAATGAAGCAAGCTGCAGCTCGTGAAGCAGCTAATAAGGCGAAGACTGTTGAATATTGAAGATTCTGATCCAGTGATATTGGACCTATAGCCTGAATTTCTTTATGACTGAGGTAGAGCCAGCCAACAACAGCGATTTTACTATTGATCTTCCGCACCAATCGGCAGCATTATCACTTACTGGTCCATGTGAGGTGATAAGGCACCAATTAGAAAGACTTACAGGTGCTTCTTTAGTTTTACGAGGATTACAGTTGATCATTAAAGGTAAACCGGATCAACTGGAACGCACTGTAGCTTTGATCGAATTATTAAGGCCTCTCTGGGAAGAAGGGCAATCTATATCATCAATCGATGTACAAGCAGCCCTAGGGTCTTTCGGTAGTGGACTACGACCAGATTATGAGAACTTTGGTCAAAAGGTACTGGCGAAAACTCAGACAGGTCGTCTTCTAAAACCACAGACGGTCCGTCAAAAGGTTTATCTAGATGCAATGGAAGCTAATGAGTTAACTCTAGTTCTGGGACCGGCTGGTACAGGCAAAACATTCCTTGCGATTGTCTTAGCCGTACGTATGCTCAGCGAACGCAAAGTAGAGCGCATAATACTTACTCGACCGATCGAAGAAGGCTACGAATATTCAGACGCACATCATAAAAAGACTGATCCGTACTTACTTCCACTTTATGATTGTCTCCTCACTTTGCTAGGTCCTGATAAAACTTCCATGATGATGGACAAGGCATTGATTGAAGTTATACCTGTTGGCTACATGAGAGGACGGACATTAAATAATACTTTCATTATTCTCGATGAAGCTCAGAATACTACAAGTACGCAAATGCGTATGCTGGTTACTCGTCTAGGAGAGAATTCACGCATGGTTGCGATAGGCGATTTAACACAAGTAGAATTACCTGATGACACCACCAGCGGCTTAGCAGAGGCAACAGAAGTACTGAAAGGCGTTGAATGTGTTCACATAGTTCATCTAACCAATGCGGATGTTGTTCGTCATCCTTTGGTTCAAAAGCTAGTTGAACTTTACGCATCTTATGATCAAAGCTGCTTTCCTTATCAAGGAGACCTTCCCTAGAATATCAAATTTTGTCAATTAGGGAGATCCACACTTTCGTTTCTTCGAAAGTGTGGGAAGATATTTGAGTCCCATTTATTAGAACTCAATGCCTGCAAGTAGCAACTTTCAGCAAACTATTCGCGAGGCCCAACTTAGTGTATTAGTTGGGCCAAATGTCGTTAACAAAGCTCTCCCGTATGTTGGAGGAGGGATGACTCTTACGGCTTTTGGGACATTTATTGGCCTCGGGCTAATGGCAAACAGTCCTACCATTTTCATGCCATTGTTTTGGTTGGCTTTAATTGGTAACTTTGTGTTATTTTTTGTGGCCCAGAATGCTGCGTTAAGGGCTGATAATACTAGAGCTCTACCGCTTCTTAGTGCATACAGTGCCATTACCGGTTTTAGTCTTAGTGGTATTATCGCATATGCAATTGGTGCTGTTGGGATCTCAGCAGTTGGAACATCCGCTTTGGCGACTGGTATTACATTTGTGATCGCTTCATTTGCTGGCCGTCGAATGAGTGATAGCGTCGGTCAAGCACTCAGTGGCGTAGTCGGGCTTGGTCTTACGGGTTTACTCATTGCCCTATTGATACAGATTGTGGGGAGCTGGTTCTTTCCTTTCTTTAGATTAGGTAGCTTCGAACTAATGATTTCAGGACTTGGTACCATTTTATTTATCGGAGCTTCATTTATAGATTTTTATACAATGCCCAGATTATATAGAGATGATCAATATCTTGCTGGTGCTTTGGGTATGTATCTTACTTATGTCAACTTATTCGTTTTTATCCTGCGCCTAATCATTGCTTTACAAGGAGGTGATCGACGTGAGTAAAGATGATAGCGGCTAGACCAAGTTAATATTGATATAATGATACGACCTCTCTTGTTGCCAAACAGTAATAGATCAACCATTAGAATGGAAGAATACACAAGATATGATAATAATTTAATACTGTCTTCTAAACATCTAAGGATACTATTCACTGGCCTGTTCACACTATGTTTATATAAGTATTCAACATTGTGCTTAATTCAATAACGGTAGTATAAGCTGATAATTACCTAGAGTAGCCGGCTAAACTAATTTTTAAATGACTTCTAGCAGCAGATAAGAGAATAGTAATTTTAATCCCTATATCGAATCAGCTAAGATTTACCTAGGGGTAACTTTTGTTCTTCTGGATAACGTAAGTTTATTAGTAACTTCAAGTTGCTTAAATGAGTAATTCTCTGTTTTTCTGAGCTTTATTCAAGTGTTTTCCGGATAGAGTGACAATGAAGAAAATACCATTTTCCCCCTTCTATGTTACAGACTATCAATTTAGGCTTAAAGACCAACTCATACTGTATTGCTATTGGTGATCGTGGAATCTCCCGACTTGGAGAATTGTTAATCGCAGAAAAATTTAAGAAAGATCTAAAAATTCTACTCGTAACAAACCCTGAGGTATTTTTACCTTATGGCGAAGAGGTAGTTAAACACTTACAATCAAAGGGTTTCCAGGTTAGATGTTTAATAATAGAAGCAGGTGAAGAAAATAAAACTCAAGAGACTATTCAACGAATTCACGATGCTGCATTTGTACAACACCTCGAAAGAGGTTCACTAATAATTGCATTGGGTGGAGGAGTTGTGGGAGATATGGCTGGGTTTGCGGCTGCTACATGGCTAAGAGGCATATCAATTGTGCAGGTTCCGACTACGTTACTTGCAATGGTCGATGCTGCTATTGGTGGAAAAACTGGTGTTAATCACCCCGGAGGGAAAAATTTAATTGGCTCTTTTCATCAACCGAGTTTAGTTTTAATTGACCCTACGACTTTGAAGACCCTTCCTTCGAGAGAATTTCGTGCAGGTATGGCTGAAATAATTAAGTATGGTATTATTGGAAGTCCAGCGCTCCTTTATCACTTAGAACAAAGTGATAGCCTTTCGTCCCAAGAAAATATACCATCAGATTCTCTGAAATCTATTTTGAAGTATTCAGCTCAGACGAAGGCCCAAATAGTCATGGAAGATGAAAGAGAAGGTGGTCTACGTGCGATTCTCAATTATGGACATACGCTTGGTCATGTTGTTGAAACTTTAACTAACTATAACTCTTATTTGCATGGAGAAGCTGTAGCGCTCGGGATGATAGCAGCTGGGGAAATCGCTTGCATGCTAAACCTGTGGACGCAGGACATGCAATCTCTACAGAAGAAACTAATTGAAAAAGCAGGTTTACCACTAGTATGGCCTAAATTACCTTTGAATAGTGTTCTTTCGTGCTTGAAGGGCGATAAGAAAGTCCAGGAAGGTAAAGTTAGGTTTGTTTTACCTACTGGTCTAGGCAAAGTTGTTATTAAGAATGATGTTCCGAAGGAGATGATTACTCATGTTTTGAATCGTATAAGTGGAGAATAACGTCTAAGTATTATTTCAGAGGGAACTTCCATTAGGTTCATTTAAGAATAATGGATAGGAATGTTTCATATTTGAATTAAATACAAGCCAACGAAAATTCCCTAACCCTAGAGGATTCACTAATCTTAGAATGTTTTCCCTTTCGTTAATTATGGAATTAATATTTTTCTTGTCTCTATTTTTCGAGCAGTAAAGTTGTTCCGCTAACCCTAAGGCTAGTAGCGCTTCTCCTTGTAGAGCTTGGCCGATGAACGACCATCCACCTTTGGCGGCAGCGCTTAATAGAGTTTCTAAACAAATATGACATGTTATATCTAGTTTTCCTGGATCTTGTAAAGGGTCAATTCCGGCAATCTGATCCTTATACGTCATGATTGTACCCTGACTATACCGAGCGCTGTAGTAGTGAGAAGCCTCTATGAAGTAATCAATAACTAACAAGTATCCTTGACTTAAACTTTTCTTGCATGAATTTAACCATTGTAATGTTTCAGTATGTAATTCTGTACACCAACCACTCTTTATAGGAAAAGTATTTTTCTTATGAAGTCCAAGGCCTTCTCCATTAGGAATACAATAGTCCCATCGCTCGCCTCGGATTAGCATAAGTTTACCCTCTTTCTTATTCATCCTATCTGGTATAACCGCTACTCGTTGACGGTACCAATCATTCTTATAATATGTCAATCGTTCTACTGCAAAAGCATCAATAACCTCATGAGCAAGTATTATTCCTTTAACAGGGTTTCTACTAAGTTCTTCTAGACTACTCCACCTCAAAGGCAAAGGCGATTTGGCAAGATAATTCTTTTGACGTTGACTCATGCCTTTGTTTGGCTCTATCAAAATTATTTCAAGGCGATTTCTGAAGTTGGGAGCATTATTATACAGAATTTGCGCTAATTGTAATGCAAGATGACCTTCTCCTGGTCCGGTTTCAATTAAAGATAGGGGTTCCTCTCCAAAAGAATTAAGCCACTGTTCCATTTGTAAAGCCAATAGGTATGAAAAACTTGATCCAAGAGAGGGAGAAGTAACAAAGTCCCCTTTCAAACCAATCTGTAGTGATCCTGCTCCATAAGCTCCATAATCTTGATCATGTAGGACCCAATCCATATATTGGTGAAATGGGATATTACCGCCATGCTGGAGTATACGATGATATAACCACGATGGAACTGACACGAACGAGTTATTTTCAGAGAGAATGTCTTTCACTGAAGCAGGACAGATGCACTATTTCTCAAAATGTTTCGACAGACGTCATCATGAAAGCATTCTTCTACGTACTTCTTATATTGGCACTCTTCTAGCTTTTATACTTTGGTTAGCAATACCTATTAACCCAGCCTTTGGCTACGATAATCCAGACCTTCTGCCCGATCATCCTACCCCGGTAATTGACTTAGCCAAAGCATTAACCAATGGACAACGTCAGAATTTAGAACAGCGCTTAGAAAAATTTGAAAAAGATACTGGATGGAAAATTCGAGTTCTTACACAATACGATCGCACACCAGGATTAGCTATCAAGGAATTTTGGGGGTTAGATGAACGGAGTCTCTTATTGGTTGCAGATCCTCGTGGCGGTAACTTACTGAATTTCAACGTTGGAGATGCTCTCTTTGCGCTTATGCCGCGTACATTTTGGGTTGAATTACAAACACGCTTTGGCAATCAGTATTACGTACGTGATCATGGTGAAGATGGAGCAATTATCGATGCATTAACAGCTGTAGAAAGTTGTTTAAAGCGTGGTGGTTGTCAGGTAGTTCCGGGTTTACCACAAGAACAATGGTTGCTTACATTAGCGACATCCTTAGTGGGTGGAATGGTCGCAGGTTTTGCTGCTTATCCACGTAAACAAGGTGAAAAGATTGCTTGGTCTTGGTTATTATTGCTTTCACCGCTTTGGTTAATGCTTTTCGCTATCTTTGGACTAGCACCTGTCATTACACGTACTACCGACATACTTCCTCTGATCCGCAATAGTTTAGCTTTCGCCGGAAGCTCGATTGGTGCTTATCTCGTTGCGCAACAAACTGTAGGTCGTCAACAATTTGTGGGAGATACAGAATAATCTTTCAGTTTTAATAGTGGTGATTGTATATTCTAGTTTATGTAGATAGACTTTTGGAAATGCCTACTTCAATATAAATCGGTTTTGATTAACCTTGTTAGCAATTGCTACTAATGCCCATGCCGCCTGATCGGCACCGTCTATAGGGATAGAAGAAAATGGTGTGTTTAACATATGATTAAGTTCCCATTCACCCAATTTAAATTGTAAAGGACCAAGAAAACGATAATAGCCAGCGGCTTTAAGACCACGTTCTAGTACTTCAACTTCAGCAAATCCCTCACGATTGACGACATGCAAACCAAGGCCCTGAGATATTGCTTCGCAAAAACTACTATAGCCAGGTTTTGTCAGCATCCGACTACAAAGTGGCATAAAGTCAAGAAGACGGATATTAGCTGGTAAAAAACTGACGTTTTTGGGCCAGTTTTCCATTGAAATATGTTTTTCTATACCTCTTATTAAAAAATGATAATTTTTCCAATTATCAAATATCTGACAATGAATATCATTTAATTTCAGCCCCCCAAAGCCAATTAAGATAGTGTATTTTCTCTCTGGAATTTCATGCCACCCGATTAATTTACCAAGGTTTTGTAAATTCAGCCTTGGCTCAGAGGTTGTTAGCCCAACTTGGATTTCTGGTAAACTCCAATCCATCGCCATCGAGAAAGGTAAACGAATTAAGCAAGTTCCTTGATAGTAACTGTCTCTGATTTTTTGTGTTTTATCTCGAAATGATTTTCCAATATAGGAATAGATATCATCCCATCCAAAATTACCGATCCAAACTAGTGGGGCATTCAGTTCTCTAGCCAAGCTAGCTGCTGCTGGCGGAATATCGCTAACAATAAGGATTGAGTCCTGCTGAAATCGTAACCATCGACTTTCACACTCTACTTGAAGGGGTAAATTATTCTCTAGGGTATCAAGGGCTCGAGAAGTAGCTTCATTATCAGCTTCAATAGCACTTGGCTGTATAATACCTACATCCCAGTTACATAAACGTTTTTCGAATAGTACACCTCCCATTGCTAACTTTAAAAATGTATTTGGCAATGAAGTTGAAATAACTAGACGCCAATGAGGCTGAAGCTTGTGCAACGCGGACAAAATAGCTCCTTGCCGAGAGCCATGTCCAAAACCGTGAGCACTAATGCAAACGTAGACTAACATGAAATTAGAGGGAAGTCACTGACTGTCGCCATCGGAGCAGGACGCAAAAGGGGTTGTTTATATTGAAGTTGCCCATTTAGATCATACCAATGGTGACTTAAACTCCAGAGTCGACCATTATAAAATTCTGCCCAAGCAAAATGGTTCAAGGGCTGACCATATTCATCTATACAATAGCGTGGGACGCTAGCTGCATTGAGGTAACTCGTCCCCCATCGGTCTAGTATATGAGTTTTCCGCCACCCTCCACCTCGTTTTAATTGATGATGCATGTGTCCAAAGACCACTAGAGAAATATGCCTTTGCTTACGAATCCTATTCAAAGCCAATTCAAGATCCTGATCTCCCCAATCTAATGCTGGTAATTTCCAATCTCTACCACAGAGATCATCAGCTGAGCTACCAAGTCCCGAAGGACCACAATGCGATAATATTATTAAAGGTTGATCGTTAGGGGCCTCACTAGCGGCAACACTGATAAGTTCGACCGACTGCTCAAGTGAAAGGTTCCCATATGTAGACTTAATAGCATTTGATAGGTGAAAACCACCTCCAGTACTACCAGGACGTGCTCCGACAACAGATATTGGTGTATCCCATTGTCTTAATGACCACCCACAGTGAAGGTCCCCCAAGATATTAAGATGACGCCGAATCTTGCACCCACTATCATCTCTTCCGGTATCATGGTTACCTAGAATACAGGCAACAGGTATATTTAATTGAGTTAGCTGTGTAGATATGTTAGTATCTCCTTCACTAAAGTCTCCGACTACTAGTAGTGCATCAGGATTAAGGAGACTCAACAACTTAATGTCCGGAGTACCCCACTGCCCATGTAAATCACCAGCGATAGCAATACGCAAATGAATCAGAAATTAGACTGAAACTTTTCCCATCTTGCCTCAAAATCCTCTCCATTCAGATAGGAATTGTCTAATATCCAAATATGTCCATCTTATCTTTATTACGATTTGAGATATATTCAAATCGTACCACAATAGTAGATCTATCGAAATATCAATCAATAAGGGCTATCCTCCTATTCTGTTTCGCATGAAACCAGATGCTTCTATACTTAATATTTAGGAAACGCTACTGATTTTGACTACCCATCGTTTCGCTAACTCTTTAACAATATTCCGTGCAACTATTTGTATGACAATATTGTTAAATCTTCAACACCACCACAGAAGTTGGGCTTGGATCTTTCTCTTATTAGGAGGTATTACCGATATTCTCGATGGAGTCATAATTCGAAAGGCTGAGAAGAGCTCAATATGGGGTGCAACAATAGATCCTTTAACAGATAAGCTTTTAGTGTTTGTACCAATAATATGGTTAACATATCAGGGAGTGTTACCGATTTGTGCTATATGGGGATTACTCGCAAGAGAGTTATTAATTTCTACATGGCGTGGTAATCAACGGAATGGAGGGCCGGCGTCGCGTATTGGCAAGTATAAAACAGTCGTCCAATTTACTTCGCTTCTTTTATTAATATTTCCTGTTACTTGGTTTAAAACGTCAGTCGTTTTCTTTTTTCATGGACTTGGTTGGCTTTTATTTTGGTTCTCAATGATACTTGGATTATATTCAGCTTTTGAGTATCTTGTGCCACGGTTGAATCAGAAGAGGGCAAGCAATCTGTAGTATACAGCTATCGCTACCAGTTTACGGGTAATTGGCTACATATCCATTCCTGTTTCTTCTTATACTACTTGCTATAGTCATGCATAGCATAGTTATCATGACTTTAAATCTAGAAAAATTGATTCCAATCATAGTTAGCCTAAATCGTACACATCTATTGTACTAAAATACTTATGCATTTACTAAGAATGGAAGAGTTGCCAAACTCTGGTATATCTTTGTAATATCAGAATACGAATCTTATCTTTACTTGATATACCAGTTACTGCAAAACAGCTTAAACCAAGTGAATCGAAACTTGAGTTTTGTTAAGCTGATTTATAAGGAAAATTCGAAAGGCCTAATAAAGAAGTTATTGATAGCTGGTCGTCAACGTGAATTAAACAAAGCTAGACTATTTCTTATATGGCTATTCGATTCTCTGGGCTTTTCTGATTCACCTGTTAATTTTAATAATGTTTCGAGTCACCTGTATTTACCTAGTATAAATCTTGATCTTAATGATAATACTTGTCAAAAAGCATGGTACAGAATCAGAAAGCGACTTGAGACTGTTTTCATGAATGATATAATGAATGATACTGGTTATCTATTAGCAATTGATGCATTAAATTATGAACGACGCCGAGATTTGCTGTTGGCTCTTCTGTCGCAACTTGATATAGTTATTAAACAATTATATAGAGACAAGATACATGGTGAAAAAATAAACTACTTTTGGTATCAGTTACAACCAGAATTACGCAGAACTGTATTAGAGAAGATGGCCGGAGCAGATGTCGAAATCTCAAAGAACGGGGAACTAAAATCAGTTGCTGGTGTTCTTATTAAGAATTGTAAATGGGAAGATGACCGAGAGTTACCACCTCCTCAGGCAATACTAGGTCCATTGGCACAAGGTCAGCCTATACTGATTGAGGGATATCTGTTATCGTTAGATGATCACCGGGCTGCTTTGCAAATAGAAGCTCTAGTGAGTAATTGGTTGATTCGTACGGCTGAACTGATTGGGGCAGAGGTTCTTTCGGAATGTAGTCAGTGGCCAGAGTTGCGTTGCTATCTTTTACGCCGTGATTTAATGGTAACCCGTAATTTAGAACGTCTTAGGAACCAACTTAATACTCAAGAATGGTGGAACCTTTATTTTGAGCGGCCTATAAGACTATACGAAAGTAAACGTTTGGTATGGCGCATTCAACGTACTTCTTTAATTCCATATTACATTACAGAGGCACGCGATAAAGAATTAGAGGATTTACCTTGGTGGCAACAGTTGATAACCTTCGTTCTAGAAACTCGTGATGCTATTGCACCACAATTACAATTATTATTCCAACGTATTGGGAATATTATAGTAATTATTCTAACTCAAGTAGTAGGTAAAGCGATAGGCTTAATAGTCCGCGGAATTTTACAAGGGATGGGTCGGTCTTTTACACGTGAGCAAGATTAAAGGAGAGGTCAGCTACCCTTCAGAATGGAGGTATTGCACGTTTTCGTTTGTGGCCTTCCTACGATCCTGTTCCAATTCATTCATAATTGTGGGGTCAAAGTTAATACTCTTTCTACTGACTCTACTCTTAATCGCAGAGTCAGTAAACGCCTCACGTACAACCAATAGCTATGATGGAAATGTATATCCATTATATGCAGGTAATGGATCTTTGGTGCCACCACCTATAAGCTTGGGAGAGGCTCTGAAAAATCACCGAATTATAGTTCTGGCTTTCTACTTAGATGATAGTGCCGAAAGTAAGATTTTTGCACCTGTCCTTTCCGAAGTTCAACGTCTTTGGGGTCGGTCTATAGAATTAATAATTCTGCCTACCGATCCTCTACAGTGGCAAAGTAACTCTGATCCTCTTCAACCTGCGTATTACTGGCATGGGAGAATACCTCAAGTGGTTGTTATAGATAAGTCTGGGACAATACTAATGGATGAGGAAGGACAAGTGCCAATAGAAATAATTAACAAGGCTATCAGTAGAGCAAGTGGTCGTGAGTCATCCTTTGAGCCAATAGAGAGTGAAACTCTTAGCTTTAACGAGTTGAATAGCGAATTAGTTTCTCAAAATTGAACTCTCAAGTGCTCCGACTGTCTTGATGCTAATATAATCTTTGTATTTATCTAGAGATAACTATGAAGGTAAAAATATTCAAAGATTAATTATGTATAGTGTTACTGCCATTAGATTTAAAGAGGTAGAAGACTAAATCTGGATGAATGGATCAATTTAGTCTTACACTCGGAAAAATTTTGACGTTTGCATATGTTACATCATCTTACTAATTTATTAATGTCCAAAGAAATTCTACTCATTCCTATATTGATATTGATCTTTTTAGAGGTGAAACATAGGATACGTCCTATTTCACCTCTTAAACTTCACTTTCATAGTTGGAAGCTAACTCGCATAAATAGAGACTTGATTATTCGTGGTTTATTAGAGATTGCTAACCCTCATAAGTACATGGAGGTTATGGTGCCTGAGTTTAAGATTTCCCCCACTTTACTTAGCAACAATAAACTGGATGGTATAAGAGTTCGTTCTAATGTCGTTTTGAATGAGACTTCGAAGGATACTCACCGTAAAGATAGCTATTGGACAAACAACATTGTTAAAGGTCACAAAGCAGCGCAAGTTGAACTTGAAATGACTATGACGACAATAAATAATTACAATATTAGTTCCTTATGGATTGAAATATACTGGGTCAATTATGGTCCTTTTGGTTACTTATGTCGTCGAGAAGGTGTGCTCCTGCCCCTCAGTCACCCACCCCTGACACTATCTAAGCAGGCATATTGGCATAAGGATGAAAATTTTCAGACACTTCCCGTCCATACGCATTTACTTGGGCCTCTTGATGATCCTTCTTCAGTTATACAGTATTATGCAGGTCATTTACTTGAACCTGGTGATATTATTGCAATTGGAGAAACCCCTCTTGCTATTATGCAAGGACGTTTTCACCATCCAACGATGGTGCAAGTTTCTGGAATGGCGCGAACACTATGTCGTTTTTTCCATCCCACAAGTAGCTTAGCTACTGCCGTTGGACTTCAAACATTAATTGATATAGTTGGACCATCAAGAGTTATATTGGCGTGGATATTAGGTATTACAGCGAAAATATTAGGAATTCGAGGAGTTTTTTATCGTTTGGCAGGTAATCAAGCTCGTTTAATTGATGACCTTACTGGTACGACGCCACCATACGATCAAACGTTAGTCTTGGGGCCTCGCCATTCTCAAAGAATTTGTGATCAATTATCCCGAGAATTTAATATATCCATAGCAGTTGTTGATGTTAATGACCTTGGGAAGGTCAAGATACTAGCCCAGAGCCGACTCTTTAACGATACAATACTTAGAAGAGCCTTAAAATCAAATCCTGCAGGCAATGCTAATGAACAAACACCTTTAGTTCTCATTCGACCCATTCTGAATTGCAATTCGTAGTAGGAATCAGTACTATTTATTTTCTGGGGGTTGAGGTCAGGTTAGATATACTTACGTTAATTTCAATCATGAATCAACATGCAAGGAGTAATTTAATTACTGTGATTATTGATTCTCCTGATAAATCAGATGCCGATGCAGCCTGAAGGTAGTGTTTTTTAAACAGCATTAAGCTCTCTCCGTATATGTGAAAGCCTCTTTGTACTATAATGAAATCATGAATTTATTGATTGTGAGTGACTTGTTCAGCATTGGTTCCGTGATTGCCTTGGATGTTGGTCGCTCCCGTGTTGGTATAGCTGGCTGTGATGCTACTGGTATTACCGTCACTCCGTTACTTCCACTTCTTCGTAGTACTATTGAAGAAGACTTGATATACCTTCGAGAAATAATCAGGAAACGCTGTACTATCTCTTTGCTTATTGGTCTTCCGCTTAGTGACTCAAATAAGGTTACCATGCAGGCTATACATTGTCGTCGCTATGGGAAAAAGTTAGCCCAAAAGTTGCAGTTACCAGTTGCCTGGGTCAACGAGCACAGTAGTAGTTGGAACGCTGCTGAACGTCACAACTTATCTTATGATAGATCTGGTCACCTTGATAGTATGGTCGCTTATATGTTGCTAGAACAATGGTTGAACGAAAAGCGTAGATCTCAATCAACTCTCACGATAACTAGTTCTGAACATTGATCGATTCACAGTAAAAAGTCTAATTCAATTATCTTTTGTTTCATGCAAACTGTAAATTCATCCGGCAATTTTGACGCACGTACAACATGGGTGTACGATGACGAGAGTAAAACGTTACTGTGCTATTTGGAACACAAAATCCCATTGGATGGGAACTTTTATGCTCTTTTAACACCAGTCGATACTCCTGTCTGCCTATTTCGTTTTTACGGAGATAACGATCCTGAGTTGATCAGTGCTACAACCGACCCTAGTCTCCACGATTCAATTTTATCTGTTGCAGATGCAATATTAGAGGAACATGATCTTATTTTGGTGCGGTCAGCCGTTAGCTTGACTGTCAGCGGAGACTTAAATGAGGCAGAACGTGATGATGTCGAAGCAGATGATGAAGAATTCGACGATGATGATGAACTGGATGATGATGATAGTGCAGAATCAGAAACTTACGAATTACTCGCAAGCTTTATATTTGAAGATCAAGAGTATGGACTATATATTCCTTTAGATCCATTTTTCATTGTTGCACGATTAAGTGATAATCGTGCACAGCTAGTAGAAGGAGAAGAGTTTGATCAAGTACAATCTCGGATCGAGTTTGAATTGGCTCGACGAGGGTTACTAAATTGAGGTTACGGTCATTACTTCAGCCAGATTGGAACCTACGTAAGACTCTTCCAGAGTTACCTATTGAGGAATTACATAAGCGACATCTTAAGGTTTTAATATTAGATGTTGACTGTACTCTGATTCCACATTCTGAATCAAGACTCCCATATGTTATGGAATCATGGTTGAAAGATGCACAAGATCATTTCGCTATTCATTTATTTAGTAATAACCCATCTAATTATCGTATTGGTAAGTTAGGTAAAGAATTAGGCGTATCTTTTACGACATCTGCGTCAAAGCCCAGTAGTAAGATTTTAAATAAAGTGATATTAGAAATGAATTTACCATATCGGAAGATTGCATTAATAGGGGATCGCTTGTTTGCTGATATTTTAACAGGGAATCAACTCGGTTTGTTTACTATTTTAGTGAAGCCAATAACTATCAATAGACAGCGTGATAGTTACCAACAACTGCAGAGGATAGAGCATCAATTAAGTTATTGGATAGGAGCTTGAATTAACCGATGGTCCAACGACGTGTAATTAAAGTAGGTACTAGCCTGCTCAGAGGTACCTCAGATAGAGATACTAAAGAGGTTATCGCGGATCTTGCTCGTAATCTAGCGACTGATCATGACCGGCAAAACTTACTTGTTTTAGTTACTAGTGGTGCAGTGGGTTTGGGCTGCGATCGACTGGCATTAAAAAATAGACCAACTGAAGTGGTCGCATTGCAAGCAGCTGCTGCCGTTGGTCAAGGCAGGTTAATGGGGCTGTACGATACGGCATTTAGTAAGTATAATATAAGAATAGCCCAAATACTACTGAGCCGAGAGGATCTTGCTTCAAAGTATCGATATCAGAACGCTAGTCGAACATTATATCAACTTTTGGACTGGGGGGTTATACCGATAGTGAACGAGAATGACACTCTAAACACTGATGAACTTAGGTTTGGAGATAATGATACTTTGTCAGCTTTAGTAAGTATGGTTATCAAGGCTGACGAATTAATACTACTTACTGATGTATCTCAACTTTATTCCAGTGATCCCAAAAAAGATAGCACTGCTAAACCAATTCAGATAGTACATAATCTTACAGAATTAGAACAGTTACAGAGCGGTGCAGGTGGAGGCAGTCAATGGGGAACAGGTGGAATGACAACAAAGTTAGCCGCTGCTCGTATGGCAGTTGCAAGTGGGATACGAGTTCGCCTAGCTGACGGACGTGATCCTGCTATACTGGAGGCACTGTTACGTGGAGAAGATAGAGGAACAGTTTTTGAGGCATCTGGTAACTTACTATCAGATCAAAAAGTATGGCTTGCTTATGCTTTTCAAATGAAAGGTAAATTAATCGTAGACACATGTACTGAAAAACGTTTAGTTGAGAATAATACTTCACTGATAATCAATGACATATTAGCAGCAGAAGGGAACTTTGATGGTAGAGATGCGGTTAGAATTATTAATATTAATGGTCAAGAAGTTGGCCGAGGTATGTCGATGCTTAGTCAAGAAGAGATAAGTAACTTTATTAATGAAAGAAAAAATGGTGAGCAGGATAAAAAATCCCTTCCCCTTGAAACAGTGGTTATTGACCAGGATCAATTGATATTAAGCAATGATATTCCACTGTGTTAGGGTCTGAAGAAATGATATACCTGGAAATAGGTATTTATCTTACGGACTAGTGATACTGGAATTAGAATTATGTATTCCGTGAGAATGGTGGGAGAATGACTGTCCAATAACCATAGGAAAATCTACTAAAAAGTAGAGACTAATCTCTGAGATTCTAATACTGGCTGGATGCAATACTGGCGAGACCTTCCTAAACCCCACATTGACTACTCTCAGATGATTATGCCTTAAGCTATAGAGTTAATTCAAGAGCTGATCACTCAAAATGCCGGCCCCATTACTGATGTGATCGTCTTAAGAGCCTGCGAAAATATTCTTTGACTAATCTTCCTGCGTCGATGTCAAAACGTCACCCGGTCGTGGCTGTTACTGGTTCCTCCGGCGCAGGCACCAGCACCGTCAAACGGGCCTTTGAAGCTATTTTTATACGGGAAGGGATTCGGCCAGCGGTTGTGGAAGGGGATAGCTATCATCGCTACGCGCGTACCGAAATGAAGGCTGCTATGGAAAAGGCTCTTTCCATAGGTGAAAACTTTTCACACTTTGGCCCTGAAGCCAACCTGTTCGACAAACTCGAAGAACTTTTCAAAGTGTACGGTGAAACAGGTGGTGGTGAAAAAAGATATTATCTTCATAGTGCGGAAGAAGCAGCAGAGCATAACGGGAGACTTGGTACGAGTCTTGCGCCTGGGCAATTCACTCCTTGGGAGGCTATAAATCCAAACACGGACTTACTCTTTTATGAAGGTTTACATGGTGGTGTGGAGAGTAAAAATTATGATGTTTCTAAATACGTAGATTTACTAGTAGGCGTTGTCCCTATTACCAATTTGGAGTGGATTCAGAAAATCCAACGAGATAATGCAGAACGTGGATATTCAGCAGAAGCTACTGTAGACACAATTCTACGACGTATGCCTGATTACATTAACTACATATGTCCACAGTTTAGCCGTACTGATATAAATTTCCAGAGGGTTCCGACCGTAGACACATCCAACCCTTTTATTTGCAGAAATATTCCAACTCCTGATGAGAGCTTTGTTATAATCCATTTCCGTAAAGGTGCTAGAGAAAAATGGGGTATAGATTTCCCCTATTTACTGAATATGATTCAAGGTTCCTTCATGTCCAGTCCTACTAGCATCGTCATCAATGGTGGGAAAATGGGCTTTGCGATGGAATTGATTTTAGCACCAATTATGCATCGTATGATTGAGGGGAAAAATAAATAACGCTCATTATCTTTGATAATTAAATAAAGAAACTAAATATAATAGTCTGTCATGTCTCTAAATCAATTGCCAGTGGCGATATACTTATTTGATAGGAAGAGTATTCTAATAACCTTGTGTAATCATCATAGGTTAATATTTATCTGATCTCTTTAGACTAAGAGCACTTAAATTACTACTTACAATATTAGTCATAACCTTGTTTTAATAGATTCATCAACAAGCATTTCTTTCTAGCGTGTCGCTCTTCGACTGGTTTGCCGATCACCACAAAAAAGCATCCATACTACGCATTACGCGAGAAGCTGAAGAGATCGATGGTTTATGGAGTAAGTGTCCAGAATGTTCTATAGTATTTTACAGAAAAGATTTAATTGCTAACTCTAATGTTTGTAGTAATTGCAGCCATCACTACATGATCGATAGTGAAAGGCGTATAGCCATCATAGCGGATAAGAACAGCTTTAAACCTATTAATGAAAACTTACTACCGACTGATCCATTAAAATTTAGAGATCGCCATAATTATGCCGTTAGGCTGAAAGATACTCAATCAATTACACAATTGACAGAAGCTGTAATAACAGGAGTCTGTAAATTAGAAGGATTACCATTGGCCCTAGGCGTTATGGATTTTCGTTTTATGGGGGGGTCAATGGGGTCAGTAGTTGGCGAAAAAATTACTCGCATGATAGAGCTAGCTACTTATCAAGGCTATCCTGTTCTCATGGTATGTGCTTCTGGAGGGGCCCGAATGCAAGAAGGGGTGCTTAGCTTAGTACAAATGGCTAAAATTTCAGGTGCTTTATCAAGACACAGAGAGGCCCACCAACTATATTTACCCCTCTTAACACATCCTACGACAGGAGGGGTAACTGCAAGTTTTGCGATGCTAGGAGATATAATTTTAGCAGAGCCTAAGGCTCTCATAGGATTTGCGGGACGTCGAGTAATCGAACAAACTCTACGAGAAAAATTACCTGATAATTTTCAAACCTCTGAATATTTACAAGAACATGGTTTTGTTGATTACATTGTCCAACGGACTGCTCTCAAAAGCACACTGGCAAGCATATTACGTCTTCACGGTTATATAGCTTAAGTATAAAGTTCCTTTTCTCGACTTGGTACAAATTAATACTTTTGCAAACTATTGGCCAATAGTTTGCAAAAGTATTTTATCTACCTTGTTATTATGTGGGAGCTGATCTTTGGGAACCGGCTATCTCTTTGAATCATTAATATGTCAATAAGTTAGGTAAGAATATTTGATCGGAATCCGTATATTGAATCTGATAGTTTGCGATAACATCAGCTTCCTATGTCTATTCCTCAACCTATTGGTGTTGCTATTGCTGGCTTTGGTTTAGGTTATAAAACCCACTTACCAGCATTAAAGACGTGTGGAAGTATGAAACTAGTTGCTTTTTGGCATCCTTGCTATAAGCATTTAAATTCCGTGACACAAGTCCTAGAATTGTCCGTTTATACTGAGTTTAAGTTGTTACTAAATAATTTAAAAATAGAAGCGGTGATAATTGCTACACATTCCAAAGTTTACTTTACTCTTGCTAAAGCAGCCCTTAACGCAAACAAGCATGTTTTCCTTGATAGACCGCATTACTTAACTAGTACTGAAATTAAAGAGCTTCAGGAGTTAGCTCTAGAAAAACAATTAAAGATAGCCGTCAATTTCATATACCGCTCTATCCCATTATTCCAACAATTAGCCCATTTAATTCATAATGGAGTGTTAGGGCGTCCTCAATTTGTCAAAGTAGATTGGCTCCTTAGCATTCATAGAAAAAACTATCAACAAAGTGATTTGAGCTACAACTTAAGCCCAGACGACAGTACAATAGATTATATGGGAATTCATGTTTTTGATTTGTTGCACTGGTTAATGGGCCCTATCTTTTTACTATCAGCTCTTAATACAACTGTTACTCTCAAAGATCAGATCTGTAAAGATTATGATTTTACTAAATCAGCAAATATTGTTCTACTTCAGGGGAAATTACAGTTTGCGCCCGATTATACTGTACCTATTCAGATCAATCTGTCATCTATTCTCTCGCATGGTAGAGGGTTTTGGATAGAGTTTTATGGGACTCAGTCGGCACTCATTATTGGTAACGAAAATCAAAACGATTTTATCAATGATTTCGGCCTTTGGATGGCGGCTCTAGGACAACCACTTCGACGCTTACCTATAGATCAAAGCTTATCATTTGAGTTGAGAGGGGGCAGTTATAAGGTGGCGGCAACGAGTAGACTACAAACTTGGTGGGCTACCAGTATACGAGACAATCAACCTATCACGCCAGGTCTCATAGAAGCTTATTGGGGTAAAGTCGTTTGTGAACTAGCTAAAATTCACTATCGAGATTTTTATATCGTGAATAATGGTATTTCTTAATTTTGATTCCGTCAATCCCCCACTGAGCTAATCAAAGGACACCGAGAACTCGATATCGAGTAATTTACAGTCTATCATCTTTTTCATAGTTGGGATCTAAAATGTTGATTGCTTTAGATGAAAAGATTGGTAAGCCTAAACTTAAAGTCTTCACTGGCGACTCTGTCTCTTTGACTTGATCTTGTCTTAATCGGTCTGTATAGTAGTACTTATTTCCTGTAAGCATTAACCAAGCAGCGTGAATAAATTGTTGCCATTGATATGTAATTAGTATTAACAAGATTATACTTGTTACAACTCCGAAGGGCTCTGGAATATCTTTAAAGATCGAGAGGGTTATTATTTGAGATGAGATCTCATCTAACTTCTCTATTAACATTAAAAGAGGTAATGAAATACTTGCTTGGAGCAACTTGAGCCAGAGAGGATATCGCAGCAAGCTCAGAGCTTGCTGCTGAAGACTACAATTTTGAATTGGAACTTTAATCACTAATAAAGACCAACAATCTAACGGTCTGTACCAGAATACCACTGTTGGTACTAATACCCCTAGGAACCATGTTAACAATCTATCCAAAGTAGGTAAAGGATTCTCGTGAGCACCAGACTCTACTAGTAGAATTATCAAGGTTTCTATCGGGAGTAACGTTCCTCCCAATAGTTGAAGCCATAATAGTGATTCAGTATAGGGATGTATTCGTGAGCTAGATACATCCCGAAATTTTTGTTGCTTATGAGACTGAACTAACTCTTTCACTGATAAGTCAAAATTTTAAATGCTCAGCGTACGTCTTTGAGTCACCATCTTATAGACTTCAATTCGGTCGCCTTCTTCCCAATTAGCAAACCTATCGCAACCGATACCACATTCAAAACCTGTTGCAACTTCTTTAATGTCATCTTTGTTACGACGTAATGAGTTGAGGTCGCCTTCGAAAATCAGCTGTTTCCCTCGGCGTACTCGAATTTTTGTGTTGCGCTGTACTTTACCATCAAGGACGTAGCAACCAGCTACTGCACTCTTTCCAATGCTAAATACAGCCCTTACCTCTGCTTCACCTAGACTTTCCTCTACTAGTTCAGGCTCTAATAAACCTTCCATAGCCATTTGAATATCTTCAAGCAGTTTGTATATTACACTATATTCCCGAACGTCAACGCCATTAGTATCTGCGGCGCGTTTAGCACCAGAAGCCATAGATGTATTGAAGCCTATAATCACAGCACCTGAAGCAGCAGCTAAATCAACATCAGTTTCAGTAATTTCACCTGGAGCAGATAATAGGACCCGAACCTGGACTTCGTCTTTCGGTAATTGCTCAAGTGAACCTAGTATAGCCTCTACTGAGCCTTGGACATCAGCCTTTAATATCAAGTTCAGCTCCTTTAGTTCGCCTTCACTAGCTTGACCAGAGATTGTAGCTAATGAAACTCTACGAGAAGCCATCTGTTGGGCTAGACGTGTGGCACGAGCTTCATTAGCTCTTTCGCCTACAACAGCTCTAGCAGCTTTTTCGTCTAGATATACCTCAAACTCATCACCAGCCGTAGGCACTTCACTAAAACCCAATGCTTCAACAGCGAAAGACGGACCTGCTTCTTTAACTCGTTTTCCTGAATAATCCATCATCGCTCTTACTTTACCCAGTATAGGACCAGCTGCAACTACATCGCCAGCTCTTAAAGTTCCGTTCTGAACGAGAAGTGTTGCTACTGGACCTTTTGCCTTATCGAGGTGTGCTTCGATTACTGTACCCTTAGCCATCCTATTAGGGTTAGCCTGTAAATCTTCCACCTCACTCACAAGGAGGATCATCTCTAGCAGCTGATCAATGTTTTCACCACGGATAGCACTTACAGGTACCATAACGGTATCGCCACCCCATTCTTCAGCTAAAAGGTTTTGGTCGGATAGTTCTTGTTTTACGCGATCTGGTTGTGCTCCCTCTTTATCAATCTTGTTAATGGCCACAATGATTGGTACTTCCGCTGCACGAGCATGACTGATAGCTTCAAGTGTTTGAGGCCGAACACCATCATCAGCAGCAACTACTAATACTGCCACGTCCGTGACTTTCGTACCACGCGCTCTCATGGCCGTAAATGCTTCATGGCCTGGTGTATCCAAGAATGTTATTTTACGTTGTTGAATACCATGAGGTACCTCTACTTGATAAGCACCAATATGTTGCGTAATTCCTCCGGCTTCGCCAGCAGCGACTCGAGTTTTTCGTATTGCATCCAACAAACTCGTCTTTCCATGATCAACATGTCCCATTACTGTCACAACTGGTGGACGACGAATTAAATGTTCAAAATCACTTTCTTCAATCATTTCCACCGTCTTTTTCGCTGCTTCTTCGATATCATCTTCTAATACAGGAACTCCAAACTCCTCTGAGACTGTTTCGATCATTGCTAGATCGAGAGTTTGGGTAACAGTGGCAATAATCCCTTTAAAAAACAGGGATTTAATTATTTCCGAGCTTTCTGTTCCAAGTTTATCAGCCAACTCTTGTACTGTTAAATTACCCTCTGGAACTATAAGCATATCTGGTCTTACTTGCTTAGCCTCTCGAGAAGCTCGCAATTCCATGGCCCGACGGCGTTGACGTTGACGTGTAGTTTCTTTCTTACGTTTATGAAAAACTACTACCGGCTTGGTTTCAGCGTCCTGTTGTTGATTTTTGGGTTTCGATGGTCTTGCCAAACTGGCTTGTAATATCACAGCATCTTGTCCTCCGGCATACCCGCTTGTTTGGGTCGTTAGAGGATCATCGTTCTCACCAATAATATGGACTTTCTGCCTTTGTTTTTGCGGAGTTTTGCTACGTAATGCTTCTAATTTAGCACTATCATCCCAGTCCGGCCGGTTTGGCCGCCGAGTTCCTCCACTAGGTGCAGAATTACGAAAACCTGGCCGACGTGGTGGTGTAGGAGGTATTACTGTAGGACGAGGTCCTGGCGGTATAGCTTTGGATTCAAGAGCGTTGTTATCCGTTCCCGCTATACTCCCATCCGCACGGCGAGGTGGTGGAGCTATTGGACGACTACCAGGTTTATTTAGCTGTATTAGATCTCCATGTGCCATTGGTTTTCGAGGACCTTGTCCTGTATTGCCTTGGCGTTTAGGTGTTTCTACAGGGAAGCGTTTAACGCTAGTTCCACTATCCCGACGAATCGGTTTACCAACTAACTCAAGCGTATTGACTTGTGATCGTTTATCACCTGTTAGGGGTATATCACTAGGCGGTTTTGAATGAGATTTAGATTGCGGAACACGAGATATGGGAGGGATATTCGAATTTACTTTTGAATTAGATGTACCAGAACGACTCGATTGAGGACGTGTAACTAATTGTGGCTTATTAGTCCCCGTTGGATTTGCCTTATTGCTTGGTATGCTTACCCGCTGTGGTGGCGGTGCGACTGGACGCCGAATCGGTATATTGCCTGGAGTTGATCTTGTGTTATTTTCAGGCCCCTTTGGTAACTTTTGTTTGTGTAGGGGAGGGCTTATGGTAGACGGTCTGGATACTGGTGTTGCTAATTTAATAGGAGGTTTCTGAACAATTTCAGGTTTGTCAAGAGCATTTGATCTAGGAGCTGGAGGTGTAAGTTTAGTTACTGCTGATTTTGGAGGACTCTGGGGGAGAACTTCCTTTTTCTTCAACGATTCTACTTCAGATATCGAGCTTGAACTTTGATCTTTTTTAGCTTTTATAGATCTATTCTGAATAATCTCAGGTCTATTTGATAAGGACTTACTAATATTCGCTGTAGATCTGAGGACTGGTGCCGTTGGTTTCGAGGGCAATGCTATTGGCTTAGTAGTACTCTTTACTGATTCCCGTTTACTGGGAGTACTCGGCCGAGGAGAAGATATACTAAGTTTGTCTGAGTTTTTTACGGTTGTTTTGGGACGGAGTGCAGGTGCTGTAAGTTTATTATTCTTTAGTTTATTAGATTCATTTAGACTAATTTCATTATCATGATTATCGTTTGTATGAGGGATCAATTCGGATGACTTATCCATACTTGGCTTGACCGGTATAGGTTTGGGTCGAGCAACTGGGACTACAGGTTTTGACGCTAGCGAGGTTCGCTTAATTGATTCTTCGCGCAGAGCCTCTGATTTTTGGAGCTCTTCGGATTGCAATGTTGGTGGGTTAAGTTCACTTGCCATAGGTGTAAGAGAAGGGGAAGTAAATCGAGTTACCGGTAGGTTTGACTCAGATGTTCCTGAATCTGACTGAGTAGAGACTTCAGAAGAAGAAGTGAATGTATTTAATTTATCTATAATAACCTTCGTTGGAGCCGACAATAATTGAGATTCTGAGGTGACTGAGTGATTAGAGGAATGAATCTTCGACTTAGGTGGATTTTGTACAGGACGTGCACTTTGTCGTGAAATAGGAGGGACGGGCTCAGATAAGCTTCTTAATATTTGATTACTATCTTTCTTGGGGGATTTACTTAGAATTGGAGAGTCAGCTTGGATGGGGAGAGTTACTTTATGAACTGTAGAAGAGCCACCACCCGGATTTTTTCTCTTACTTTCTATTAAGTCTCGGATCTGTGCAGCTTCATCATTACTGATAGAACTACTATGGCTCTTGACTGGAATAGAAAGTTTCTCAGCAACATCAAGGACGTCTTTATTATCTAGCCCTAAATCCCGAGATAATTCATAGATTCTAATTTTGCCACTGCTAGTTGTCATTTGGTTCTCCGCTTAACCGGATATGGGAGGGTGACCTCGCTACACGCGAGGTTGTCTTTCATTTTGCCTCAGCGCTTGTAACGGTTGCATTGTAGACGCTGTTCAAGGATCATGTAAATGGATTCTGGAATCTGACAACGTAAGGAGTGCTGCAATCGTTTACGATAGTGAGCTTCGGCAATGCATGTATGCTGGCAGCATAAATATGCTGATCTTCCCATACCTTGATCTAATACAATCCCGTAATCATGATCACGAACTATGCGTACAACTTTGCAATTAAATACCTTTTGTTTACACGCGACACAAAGTTTAAGCTTGCGGAATATGTTCTCATTCTTCATTAATAACATTAATATCAGATGAAGTGTTCTGAAGAAGATCTTGATTATCCATAGAATTAACGTCAGGTGAAGCGCTACTTAATATGTTTTCATCGGTAATGCTTCCATCTATTGGAAACAATTCTCGCAAACGAGCATCTTCGTGAGCACGAGTGGCTTGTTCAGCAATCAATCGTGTCTCAGCCTCAAATTGTAGAGCTTCCTCTTTTTGTCTGCAAGCAATAAGTTCGCTTATTACTTCATCTTCACGTTTCTGATCATAAGTCTCAACATCTTTAATATCGATCTTCCAACCTGTTAACCGAGCAGCCAATCGTACATTTTGGCCTTCGCGTCCAATTGCTAGGCTAAGTTGATCTGATGATACAAGCACGTGTGCATGATGTCCCTCCGGATCTACTAACCGTATTGCCCGTACACGTGCAGGACTTAATGCATTAGTTATATATTGAGCGGGATCCGGTGACCAACGGATTATATCAATCTTCTCGCCTCTTAATTCATTGACAACTTGCTGTATTCGTGAACCACGAGCACCAATACAAGCACCTACAGGATCCACCTCCCTCTCTATGCTATCTACTGCCACTTTAGTGCGTGGACCAACAGAACGCGATGGGGGGTTTGCTTCACGAGCTACGGCAACAATCCTGACCGATCCTTCTTGAATTTCAGGTACCTCATTTTCAAACAAATAAACAATTAGTCCCGCATTTACTCTTGAGACAAATAACTGAGGCCCTTTCCGTGGCACTTCAGAAACTTCTTTTAAAAAAACCTTAAATGTTGCATTAGCACGATAGTTATCGTTCGGCAACTGATCTCGTCGCGGTAACTCTGCCTCTACTTCTGGACGGCTAAGTCCAGAACTAACAGCCATTATAACTGATTGACGCTCAAACCTTATCACCCTAGCGGTCAAGACAGGATCGTCTAGATCAGCAAATTCTTCCTGTATCATTCGACGTTGCTGTTCTCGTAATTTTTGAGCTAATACCTGCTTTGTCGTTGCGGCAGCCATGCGACCAAAGTCTTCTTTTTCTGGAGTAACATCTAAAACTACAGTATCTCCTGTATGCGCATCTTCGGCGACTTGCATTACTTCAGCTAAAGCAATCTGATGATCTTCACTTTCAACTTCTTCAACTATAACTTTACTTGCTAAAACTCGATAACCTTCCTCTTCAAGGTCAAGAGCCACATCAAAGTTATTAAAGTAATCTTGCTCAAATGGATCTTCACTAATTCCTAAGTACAGGGTACGTCTATACCGTTCATACCCTTTTAATAAGGCTTCGCGCAAAGCGGATTCCACAACTTGGGGCGGGAGTTTTTTTTCTTCACTAATATCTTCGATTAAATGTGAAAGACCGGGAAGAAGCACAAGGGCCATCGTGTATCAGAAATAGTGGAAAGAGGAATACAGTAAAGAACCAGATGTCTCAAGTCCGATCAGATGGATTAATAAGCTGAACACTAGTTACATCCTTGCGAGGAATTCTATAGATACGACCGCGAATATTGAGTAAGACATATTGTTCATCACGTTCCAGTAAAAGCCCCTGACGGCGATTAGTGGAACCATTCCCTTTCGAGAAAATTATTTCAACAGGGAATCCGCGAAAACTGAGAAAGTCTTTATCACTAAGAAGCTCCTCTTTTATACCGGGGCTACCTACTTCTAAAATATAGGGTTCTGTTAGTAGTGAAGTATTATCAAGGGCATCCTCTAGTTGTCTACTAAAAATGACACAATCATCAATACCTATAGGCTCCTTTGTTACTGTAGAAATTTGCACTTGTAGAACTGCTGGAGTCAAGTTATTTGATAGTTTTATATTATGTACTATTTTTCCCGTTAAGTCAGAAACCTGACGTATTAGCACAGCAACAGAAGATACCAAGGAATTAAGTGAATAACTGAATTATCACAGATTAAGCATTATGGAGAATCTATATTTACTTCACATCTCTTAAAGATCTATAAGAAAAGTTTAAAATAATAAATGAATCTTAAAATCAGCGTCAACTGAGAAATTATTTATCTGGAAATTCTATAGGTGCAATATCATTGTAGTAATCGGTATCGGAAATCTCTCCATGTAATAAAGGATTTTGGTTCAAGCACTGGTTACATTGATCGTCAGTCTTTAAATACTGACATACTCGAGCCCAAAGTTTAGCAAGACTTCCTGTATTTCCTCTACTAAAATGTACAAGGTATTGATTATCGATAGTATGTTCAATCTCTACTTGACACACTGGACAGCATTGGCGAGATGCTGGTGAAATGTCACTCATCAAAATTAATCAAGCTAACTCCACTTTAAAACAATGAACATTGTATGAATGGAATATGGTAGTACTTTCGCTAATTAACTAAATTTAACTTAACCCTATGCTATAAAGAAGTTAAATTTAGTATGTCCCATTGGGACAAGGTATACTGCCAAATCAATAAGAATCAATCCATTAATCTCTTGTACCGAAACATAATAGTTATCCTTTAACATTCTGATCATCCATGAAAGCTCTTTCCCAGAAAATATTAATAAGTTATGCGCATGATTAAATTCTCTGAACTTTTGATTTAGATGTTAAAATGTAAGCCTGCATTCAAACAAAGTTCTTAATATACCCTTATACTATTCTTGATTTAATCAAGAGACAACAACTCTTTCTTTCCATTATATGTTTGGCTATTTTGCTGCCACATTCCGTCAATTTTTAATCCTAGCTGTAATTTTTATTTATTGTTTTTTTTCTACAAGTCCATTGGCTTATGCAACAGAGGGAGCTACTCATAATTTTGTAGCTGATGCTGTACGTCGTGTGGCACAGTCCGTTGTCAGGATTGATACTGAACGTGATGTCAAACGGCAAGTTTTTGAACCGTCCTTATCAGATCCTCTATTGCAAGACTTGCTCGGCGAGTCGACAATTATTGGTAAAGAGCGAGGACAAGGTTCCGGTATATTGATTGATAACTCCGGAATTGTACTGACAAATGCTCATGTTGTAGAGCAGGTTGATTTGATTAGTATAACATTGTCTGATGGTCACCAAGTCAGTGGTCACTTAATAAACGCAGATCCGGTAACAGATTTAGCAGTAGTAGAAATTCCTTCGGAAGGGAATTTAGTAGCAGCTCCTTTGGGTAACTCTGACGATTTAGAAGTCGGCGATTGGGCTCTTGCGGTAGGGACTCCATATGGTCTTGAGCAGACTGTAACTTTAGGGATTGTCAGTAGCCTGCATCGTAATATCAGTAGTCTGGGTTTTCTCAATAAACGACTTGATTTAATTCAAACCGATGCAGCTATAAATCCAGGTAATTCGGGTGGCCCACTTGTAAACGCAAATGGAGAAGTCATAGGAATTAATACACTTGTTCGATCCGGACCTGGGGCTGGCTTAGGCTTTGCGATTCCAATAAATCTAGCCAAGAAAGTTGCAGATCAACTAAAATCAGGAAATGATATTGTGCATCCGTATCTTGGATTGCAATTGATACCTCTGACTCCTCAATTGGCGAAAGACTACAATAGTGACCCTAACGCAATTCTACAATTACCAGAGAAGACAGGTGCACTCGTTCAAAAAGTTTTACCAGGTAGTCCAGCGGAAGTGGCTGGATTACGTAGAGGAGATTTAATCGTAAAGATAGAAAATGAATTAGTTAAAGATCCCACCACTTTGCTTTCCATAGTGGAAAGTACACATATTGGAGCAACAATATCTCTCACTGTTCAACGAGGACATAAAGAAATGCTATTAAAAATTCGTTCGGTAACATTACCAATATTCCAAAGTTAAGATCAAGAGACGTCACATATCTTGCTACAATTATTAAAGAGATTAATAGGCATGTACAAGAATGTTGTCCTTACAAGATCAAATGAAGCAGGCTGTTGCTATATCTGCTGTTAATCAAATTCGAGATGGCATGATATTAGGCCTTGGCTCAGGATCAACGGCAGCTTTAATGATCCAGGAACTTGGTGCACGTATTAAGAAGAAAGAACTGAATGATATTGTTGGAGTCACAACATCATTCCAAGGGGAAGTCTTAGCAACTGAATTAGGGATTCCATTAAAAAGTTTAAATGCTGTTAGTCATATTGATTTAGCTATCGATGGAGCAGATGAAGTTGATCCACACTTCCAGTTAATTAAAGGTGGTGGGGCTTGTCATGTTCAGGAAAAATTAGTTGCCGCAAGAGCCAAAAAGTTTGTAGTAGTAGTGGATTCGACGAAACTTGTGGATAAATTAAATTTATCGTTTTTACTACCTGTTGAAGTGTTACCAGGAGCTTGGCACCAGATAAAAGAGCAATTAGAAGAAATGGGGGCTGAGGTTAAACTTCGTATGGCACAGCGTAAAGCTGGCCCTATCGTGACAGATCAAGGAAATCTAGTTCTCGACATTCTTTTTAAAGATGGGATATCTGATCCTATGAATATGGAAAGTCGAATTAATAATATTCCTGGTGTATTAGAGAATGGACTATTTGTTAATTTAGTTGATCAAGTTTTAGTTGGTGAAATTAATAACAATGAGGTTAGTGTAAGAGACTTAATTAAAGTACAATAAATGTAAGGATATAAGGTTTTCTTTATCTTAAGCTTATAGAAAATATCTAGATCATTCTTTGGAATCTTATACCGTCTCTTTATTGTTAAAACATAAATAGATTAAATCCAACTGATTAGTTTAACTATAAGAAAGGCCCCTACAATATATTTTGTAGTATACTATAATTGTACTACTGTATTTTAAGAATATAAACTCTTTACTTACACAGCTTCCAGTATTGTCTATTCAATACAAAAACTACTTTCAAGTTTATACAACATAAATGCTATTATGTGAACTGAAATAAGTATAATTACCAATGATTATCTAAGATTATGAGAAAATAAAGACTCTGAGTCTCTGCGCTAAGATTTTAATTTCCTAAGCCAGCGCCAATTGTGGCGTGATTCTTAACTGTGGCTAATAACAAATCTGCAAAGAAACGCATCCAGATTGCTGAACGTAATCGTGTTCAAAATCGTTCTTACAAATCTGCTGTAAGGACATTAATCAAGCGTTGTTTCAATGCTTGTAATGCTTATTTCCAGGAATCCACAGACGCGGCTAAAGTAAGCCTTGATAATAGCGTAAGTGCAGCATTCAGCAAGATAGACAAAGCTGTTAAAAAAGGTATATTCCATCGCAATGCTGGAGCCCATCAGAAATCTCGTCTTAGTTTGGCCGTAAAGAAAGTGACCGCGAATGTAGCCTAAACTTGCTGAAGGTTGAATACGTAGATCATCGTAAAGACTCCAGCATAATACGAGTTACATATAAAGGCTTATTTAATTAAATTTTACGTATTTTATCAAGTTTAGAAAAAACATTGATAAGACTGATTAAACCTTTTTGTGTTACAGATTAGCCTAAAGTAATTTATAAACTTATTATATAGATTCGTAACATTTTACGAATCTTATTTTCGATTCATCATCTCCAAAATTAAGGAGTGTTTGCAAAAGTTAGAGTATCTTCAATACTCTAAAAGCCTTACTGGGTCTAGAAAATTCGCTAATTGATCAATTAATGTAGAGGCTCCTAGTAGCGTGAATATCTTAAGCATATCTTCCTAATTCTGATTTTTAGAGATCACTTAATATATATCATGACCTCTTATCTGATAAGGTCGAAACATCCTCACTTAATGAGGATCCACCCTACTTTTATCAACATTTTGACTGACGCTTTTTCTCGAAAACCACAGGAAATACCTGAAGACAAGTCGTTAGACGAAGTAGGGTCTTTTTCGCAAGCTCTACCTAGGAAGATTGGGCAGCTTAGAACTCACTTACCCGATTTGGTTGAGGTGCAAAGATCTAGCTTCAAATGGTTTTTAGAGAAAGGTCTTATAGAAGAATTGGAAGGATTTTCGCCCATTACTGATTATACGGGCAAGCTAGAACTTCATTTTATTGGGAGTGAATATCGTCTGAAACGTCCACGTCATGATGTTGAAGAAGCGAAGCGTCGAGATGCCACCTTTGCTTCTCAAATGTATGTGACTTGTAGACTTATCAACAAGGAGACAGGAGAGACAAAAGAGCAGGAAGTGTTTATAGGGGAACTCCCTCTTATGACCGAGCGAGGTACTTTTATTATTAACGGTGCAGAAAGAGTTATAGTAAATCAAATCGTCCGGAGTCCGGGTGTTTATTTTAAGGATGATCAAGACAAAAATGGCAGGAAGACTTTCAATGCTAGTCTCATCCCTAATAGGGGTGCTTGGCTTAAGTTTGAAACAGATAAAAATGATTTACTATACGTAAGGGTAGATAAAACTCGCAAGATCAATGCTCATGTACTGATGAGAGCTATAGGATTATCTGACAATGATGTTCTTGATAAATTACGCCATCCAGAGTACTATAGAAAGTCTATTGAAGAAGCGGATGAGGAAGGGATCAGTTCAGAAGATCAAGCATTGTTGGAGCTTTACAAAAAATTACGTCCGGGTGAACCTCCATCGGTGAGTGGGGGACAACAGCTATTACATAGTCGTTTTTTTGATCCCAAACGTTATGACTTAGGTAGAGTTGGCCGCTATAAAATGAACAAAAAATTACGTCTTACAATACCTAATTCAGTCCGTATCCTGACACCTGAAGATCTACTTTCCACGTTGGATTATTTAATTAATTTAGAGTTAGATATTGGTGGTGCAAGCTTAGATGATATTGATCATTTGGGTAACCGTCGTGTTCGGTCAGTAGGGGAGCTGTTGCAGAATCAGATACGGGTTGGGTTGAATCGTCTTGAGAGAATAATAAAAGAAAGAATGACAGTGGGGGAAACCGATTCACTGACACCAGCTCAACTGGTTAATCCTAAACCATTGGTTGCGGCTATCAAAGAATTCTTCGGATCTAGTCAGCTTAGTCAGTTTATGGATCAGACTAACCCACTAGCTGAATTGACACATAAACGTCGTATTAGTGCCTTGGGTCCAGGTGGACTCACTCGTGAACGAGCAGGATTTGCAGTCCGGGATATACACCCATCTCATTACGGTCGGATCTGTCCTATTGAAACACCTGAAGGCCCCAATGCTGGCCTTATAGGATCATTAGCAACACATGCTCGAGTAAATGACTATGGGTTTATCGAAACACCATTTTGGCGTGTAAAAGATGGCTATGTTTGCAAGGATGGTGATCCTATTTACTTATCGGCTGACTTAGAAGATGAATGCCGTGTTGCTCCTGGAGATGTGAGCACCGGGTCTAATGACCGCATTGAGCTTGAACTGGTTCCTGTTCGGTATCGTCAGGGCTTTGAGAAAGTGCCACCTGAACAAGTCGACTATATACAGCTTTCACCAGTGCAAGTTATTTCAGTTGCCACTTCATTAATTCCTTTCCTAGAACACGATGATGCCAACCGGGCTCTAATGGGATCCAATATGCAAAGACAAGCGGTCCCCTTGTTAAGACCAGAGAGGCCTCTTGTTGGTACAGGATTGGAACCACAGGTAGCTCGTGATTCTGGTATGGTACCTATAACTCGTGTAAATGGAAAAGTGACCTTTGTAGATGCGACCTCTATAGTGGTTCGTGACGAAAACGGGGGTGAACATGTTCATCATTTACAAAAATATCAACGTTCGAATCAAGACACATGCTTAAATCAAAGGCCCATTGTTCACTGTGGTGATCAAGTGATAGCTGGCCAAGTCTTGGCTGACGGCTCTGCGTGTGAAGGTGGTGAGATAGCTTTGGGGCAAAATGTGTTAATTGCTTATATGCCTTGGGAAGGGTACAATTATGAAGACGCTATTTTAGTTAGTGAAAGATTAGTACAAGATGATTTATATACTTCAGTTCATATAGAGAAATACGAGATTGAAGCTCGGCAAACGAAACTTGGTCCGGAAGAAATTACGAGGGAAGTACCAAACGTTTCTGAAGAGAGTCTTGCTCATCTTGATGAGATGGGTGTTATTCGCATTGGTGCGTTTGTAGAGTCAGGTGATATTTTGGTAGGTAAAGTAACGCCGAAGGGCGAATCCGATCAACCACCTGAGGAAAAACTCTTACGGGCAATCTTTGGTGAGAAAGCTCGAGATGTTCGCGATAATTCTTTACGGGTACCTAATACTGAGCGCGGTCGTATCGTCGATGTACGAATATATACGAGGGAACAAGGTGATGAGTTGCCTCCAGGTGCCAATATGGTAGTACGTGTTTATGTTGCGCAGCGTCGTAAAATTCAAGTCGGAGATAAGATGGCAGGCCGCCACGGAAATAAAGGTATCATTAGCCGTATTTTACCTCGAGAAGATATGCCATATTTACCCGATGGTACACCGATCGACATAGTACTTAATCCCCTCGGTGTTCCAAGTCGAATGAATGTAGGGCAAGTCTTTGAATGTCTTATGGGATGGGCGTCAGCAAAACTCAATTCAAGGGTTAAGATAGTACCTTTTGATGAAATGCATGGTGCGGAGAAATCAAAGCAAACTGTTCAAGCATACTTAGAAGCAGCAGCCAGAGAACCCGATATGGACTGGGTGTATAATCCTGAAACCCCGGGCAAGATACAATTGATTGATGGTCGAACAGGTGAACCTTTCGATCAACCTGTCACAGTGGGATATGCACATATACTTAAATTGGTACATTTAGTAGATGACAAGATCCACGCTCGAGCTACAGGACCGTACTCTTTGGTAACTCAACAACCGTTAGGAGGTAAAGCTCAACAAGGGGGACAGCGTCTTGGAGAAATGGAGGTTTGGGCTTTGGAGGCTTATGGTGCTGCTTACACACTTCAAGAGTTGCTTACGGTCAAGTCTGATGATATGCAAGGTCGTAATGAAGCTCTTAATGCAATTGTTAAAGGTAAACCGATACCTCGTCCTGGTACTCCAGAGTCTTTCAAGGTTCTAATGCGTGAACTCCAGTCATTGGGTCTTGATATTGCAGTCTATTCAAAATCATCTAATGCTGATGAACCTGACCAAGAAGTTGATCTAATGCAGGATGTTAACCCTCGGAAAAGTACACCAAGTCGACCAACCTATGAATCTCTTGGTGTTGCTGACTATGATGACGACTAAAGAGTTGTTCAACTTTGTCTGTCTTCCACGTTAAACTATCATTCCATCTTATGATTGATAGGAATATCAATTCCCTCATTACCAGTGTGAAACTTATGCAAGATTATGCAAGTATGATAATCTTTATACGTAAATTAGCTTAAGCCAAATCCTTAAGACATCATAGTCAGCGATATAAAATATGCCAAGGTGTGATTACCTGGTGTTGCTGGCTATGATGTCAGATAGTTAATCAACTCTGTCCACCTTTCGCATTCAACTGGCATTCTATCTTATGACTAGCAGTAACTCTCAATCAGAGAACCATTTTGATTATGTCAAAATTACTCTAGCGTCTCCCGAAAGAATAATGCAATGGGGACAAAGGACTTTACCTAATGGACAGATTGTTGGCGAAGTAACAAAACCCGAAACCATTAATTACCGTACTCTTAAGCCTGAGATGGATGGGCTGTTTTGTGAAAAAATTTTTGGTCCTTCAAAGGACTGGGAGTGTCACTGTGGCAAGTACAAAAGAGTAAGACACCGTGGCATAGTTTGTGAACGCTGTGGCGTTGAAGTAACAGAAAGTCAAGTACGGCGTCACCGGATGGGCTTTATTAAATTGGCCGCATCTGTTTCTCATGTTTGGTATTTGAAAGGTATACCGAGCTATGTTGCAATTCTACTAGATATGCCATTGCGAGATGTTGAGCAGATTGTCTACTTTAATTGTTATACTGTTCTTGATCCGGGTGGAAATGGAAAATTATACTATCAGCAACTACTTACAGAAGACGAGTGGTTGGAGATTGAGGATGAAACTTACGCAACCTATACCAGTACTGCGCAAGTTGGTGATGAACCAGTAGTAGGTATTGGAGCTGAGGCTTTAAAGCAGCTATTAAAAGACCTTGATTTACCTATGATCGCCGAAGGAATTCGTATAGAAATTTGTGGTAGCAAAGGGCAACGGAGAGCCAAGTTGATTAAGCGTTTACGTGTGATCGATAATTTCATTGCTACTGGATCTCATCCAGAATGGATGATCTTAGATGTGATTCCTGTTATTCCACCTGACCTAAGACCCATGGTTCAGTTGGATGGAGGACGTTTCGCGACAAGTGATCTGAATGATCTTTATCGACGTGTCATTAATCGGAATAATCGTTTAGCACGCTTGCAAGATATTCTGGCTCCCGAAATCATAATCCGTAATGAGAAGAGAATGCTACAAGAAGCTGTGGATGCTTTGATTGATAATGGACGCCGTGGTCGTACTGTATCAGGAGCTAATAATCGCCCCCTTAAATCTCTTAGCGATATTATAGAAGGAAAGCAGGGAAGGTTTCGTCAAAACTTACTAGGAAAAAGGGTGGACTATTCTGGACGCTCTGTAATTGTAGTTGGCCCGAAACTCAAAATGCACCAATGTGGATTGCCAAAAGAAATGGCTATTGAGCTATTTCAACCTTTTGTGATACATCGTCTTATCCGTCAAAATATAGTTAACAATATCAAGGCGGCTAAAAAATTAATTCAGCGTGCAGATGATGAAGTAATGCAAGTACTTCAAGAAGTGATTGATGGACACCCAATATTACTTAATCGTGCTCCTACCTTACACCGACTAGGCATTCAAGCGTTCGAGCCCAAATTAGTAGACGGGCGTGCCATTCAATTACATCCTTTGGTCTGTCCGGCATTCAATGCCGATTTTGATGGTGACCAAATGGCTGTCCATGTACCACTAGCTATTGAAGCACAGACAGAGGCCAGGATGCTTATGCTGGCCAGTAATAATATCCTCTCTCCAGCAACTGGAGAACCTATTATCACTCCTTCCCAAGATATGGTTCTTGGGGTTTACTATCTTACAGCCGTACAACCAGAATCAAAGAAACCAGTTTTTGGCGATCGATCTCGCACATTTGCGAACCTTGATGATGTGATCAGTGCCTACGATAATAAAAGAATTGGTTTGCATGAATGGTTGTGGGTGCGATTTTCAGGTGAAGTAGATGATGATGACGATTCAGAGGTTCCCATCCATGAAGAAACGTTGGACGATGGATCTCGTATTGAACTTTGGAACTTCCGTCGTGAGCGGTTTGACAAAGATGGAGTCTTAATTAGTCGATACTTAATGACTACGGTCGGACGCGTAATAATGAACCATACAGTATTTCGTGCAGTAGAAGGACTCTAGATTCTAGATTTCTCCACATTGCACTATATAGATTCTTTACCCTCCCCTTTTCTTAAAGCAATCATGTGCCCTACAAAATCCGGTAAAGTTCGTAAGTCCAAAAAAACTTCTAAGATCTCGGACCCTCAAGCAGGAAAAGATAATACCAAAGCTCGTGGTAAAGTTGCTCCACCTTTCTGTAACAAGATAATAGATAAAAAAGGTCTGAGAAATCTCATAGCTTGGTCGTATACAAATCATGGGACAGCTGCAACAGCTGCAATAGCAGATGAGCTAAAAGATCTTGGCTTTAAATATGCTACGCAAGCTGCTGTATCTATTTCTGTAGAGGATTTAAAAGTTCCAGATGAAAAGAAAACTTTATTAGAAGAAGCCGAAGAACAAATTACTGCTACCGAAGAACGATACCGACTTGGGGAAATTACGGAGGTAGAACGACATACAAAAGTAATCGATACATGGACTGAAACTAATGAACGCTTGGTACTTGCAGTAAAGCGAAATTTTAATGAGAATGATCCTCTAAATTCAGTCTGGATGATGGCTAACTCTGGTGCTCGTGGAAATATGTCTCAAGTTCGTCAATTAGTGGGTATGCGTGGGTTAATGGCTAATCCACAGGGTGAAATTATTGATTTACCAATTCGTACAAACTTTCGTGAAGGACTCACTGTTACTGAGTATGTCATTTCTTCATATGGAGCTCGTAAAGGTTTAGTGGATACGGCGCTGAGAACGGCGGATTCTGGGTATCTCACTCGTCGGTTAGTTGATGTAGCTCAGGACGTCATCGTTCGCGAAGATGATTGTGGCACAGAAAGAGGAATAGTTATTAATGCGGATGAAAAAGGTCGGTACGCTGCAAAGTTAGTAGGGCGATTGGCGGCGGGATCAATACTGGATGCAAATAAACGTTTTATAGTCAAACGAAACGAAGAAATAGATCCAATTCTATCAAAACGAATTGAAGCTATGGGTATTCCCTCCGTCACAGTTCGTTCACCATTAACTTGTGAAGCACCACGTTCTGTATGCCGGAAATGTTACGGATGGGCATTAGCCCATAATCAACTTGTCGATCTCGGTGAGGCCGTAGGAATTATTGCGGCTCAATCGATCGGAGAGCCTGGTACTCAGCTTACTATGCGTACCTTTCATACAGGTGGTGTATCAACTGCAGAAACTGGGGTAGTTCGATCTTTGAACAGCGGTACCGTAACTTTTGGGCCTAAAGCTCGTGTACGACCTTATCGAACACCTCACGGGGTAGAAGCTCAACAGGCAGAAACAGACTTTACATTATACGTTAGATCTGAAAATGAGAAGAAAACACAGAAGGTAGATATTACCAATGGTTCACTACTATTTGTAAGTCATTTACAAGAAGTGGAGTCCGATACTACCCTTGCGCAAATTATATCAGGATCGTCTACCAAGAAAAGTGTAGAAAAGGCAACCAAAGATGTTATTTGTGATCTTGCTGGTCAAGTATGTTACGATGAAGTTCTTCAACCAAAAGAAGTTACTGATCGACAAGGCAATATTAGTCATAAAGCGACACGACTCGGGCGTATATGGGTTCTTAGTGGTGACGTATACAACTTGCCACCGAATGCTAAGCCAATTGCAAAAGCTGATATTCATGTAGAAACAAGAGAGGTTCTGGCTGAGAGTCGATTAACAAGTGAATATGGAGGTGAGGTACGATTGAGGGAGTCTACTGGTGACTCTCGTGAAGTACAGATAGTCACAACTAGTATGACGTTGAAAGACTTTAAGTTATTGAGAGAGTCTGCTCACTCTGGTGAAACTTGGTACCTCGAGGCTCAAGATAGTACTCGATACTTACTAAAGACTCAGCCTGGTAGCAAAATTAGCAATGGTGAGATAATTGCAGAGTTGGCTGATGATCGTTTCCGTACTAAAACAGGTGGCTTGGTTAAATTTACATCTGGACTTGCTATTAAAAAAGCCCGATCAGCTAAAAACGGATATGAGGTAAATAAAGGTGGTACTTTACTTTGGATTCCACAAGAGACCCACGAGATTAATAAGGATATCTCTTTGTTGATGATCGAAGACGGACAATGGATAGAAAAAGGAACTGAAGTCGTCAAAGATATCTTCAGTCAAGCAGCTGGTATAGTTACAGTTACCCAAAAAAATGATATCTTACGTGAAATTATAATTCGTTCTGGAGAGCTTCATCTATGTGAAGATAGTAAAACTCTCGAGCTTTTTAAGGGTGATGGTATCTTGGTAGCTCCCGGAGAGATGATTACACCAACTTTGGAGGCCGACAAAATAGTTTTTGTTCAAAGTGTTGAAACACCTGAAGGGTCTTATCTTCTATTACGTCCTGTAGAGGAATATGCTATTCCTGATGTAGCTCAACTACCTGAGTTAGGTATTGTAAAACAAGATAATGGACCTCATTTAGGTCTCAAAGCCACACAACGACTCAGTTTCAAAGATGGGGAATTAGTCAAATCTGTTGAAGGTGTAGAATTACTTAGAACTCAGTTAACGCTTGAAACTTTTAACACAACGCCTCAAATGACAGTCGACGTAGAAAAAATAATCGATAAACGCAATAAAAAGATTGAGAGACTGCAACTCGTTATCTTAGAAACTTTATTGGTTCGCCGCGATACGTTGTCAGACGCTAGTCATGGATCTACTCATACCGAATTACAGGTTGCTGATGGTTCTATAGTGAAAAGTGGAGATATTGTAGCAACCACTCAAATCCTTTGTAAAGAAGCTGGTAAGGTAAGACTCCCGAATGATAGTGAAGACCATCCAATACGTCGTATTATAGTAGAGCGTGAGCAAGATAGCGTAACGTTGATAGTTAATAGTAAACCCTTTGTGAAAATAGGGCAACGGGTTGTGGATGGTGACTTGTTAGCAGAGGGTGAACCGTCAAGTTACTGTGGTGAGATTGTAGACATACAGGATAAATATATAACCATTAGACTTGGTCGTCCCTATATGGTTTCTCCAGAATCCGTTCTACATGTTCACCACAATGAACTAGTCCAACGTGGTGATAGCCTTGCTCTATTGGTTTTTGAGAGACAAAAAACAGGGGATATTGTACAGGGTTTACCACGTATTGAAGAGTTACTAGAAGCTCGACGTCCACGTGATGCTGCTGTCCTTTCACAGTATCCTGGAATAGTTTCAATTAAACCAGATACGGATGAAGAGGCAATGAGTGTAATTGTAACGGGGGATGCCAGAGGTGAGGTTGAATATTCGGTTCCAGTAGGGCGTAACGTCATGGTTAGTGATGGACAGGAAGTTCATGCTGGTGAGTTGCTGACTGATGGACCTATAAACCCTCACGAATTATTGGAATGTTTCTTCGGCGATATTCGTAGTCGTAAAGAGCTAATGACAGCAGCTCAGGAAGCAATTGCCCACTTACAAAGCCGCTTAGTCAGTGAAGTCCAAAGTGTTTATAAGTCGCAGGGAGTAACGATTGATGATAAACATATTGAAGTTATAGTCCGTCAAATGACTAGCAAAGTTCGCATCGAAGATGCTGGTGATACAACTCTCCTACCTGGCGAATTAATGGAATTGCGTCAAGTAGAACAAGTGAACCAAGCCATGATTACGACGGGCGGATATCCAGCAGAATTTACTCCTGAATTGCTTGGTATTACAAAAGCTTCTCTTAATACTGATAGTTTTATTTCAGCAGCTAGTTTCCAGGAGACCACGAGAGTACTGACAGAAGCTGCCATTGAAGGTAAGACCGACTACCTGCGTGGATTAAAAGAAAATGTTATCATTGGTCGTCTAATACCAGCCGGTACCGGTTTTAGTGGCTTTGAGGAGGAATTGCGTGCTGAAGCTGGACCACATCCCGATATTCTTGACGAAGATCCTGCAGGCTACCGTCGAATGCAGAATTTAAGGCCTGACTACACTGTTGATATGCCAGCAGCTCCTTCAACTAGTCCCGCAGCATTATTGGAAGATCCATCGGATGATGAGTTAGAGGCGACTAGGAATCGACACGGTATTGAAGTAAGTGCAAGTAACCTAGCTGCTTTTACCCGTCCCAATCCCGAGCGCGAGTCTGCAGAAGAGTCTGGTCTTGATCCTAAGATAATCACAAGTCTGGAGAATGAAGGATTATTGTCTCGCGAGTAAATTAGGGAGAGTACTACTGAGACTATATTTGTGCTAGTAATTGAGAGTTCCATAAAGCTGGACATCTCAAGACGGCTATAATGCATTTTGGCTGCTCCCGAATTTTCTATTTACCTATCAATTTCATTAGTATTGAAACGTAAATCACTAACATGAAAAAAGGTCCTTCACAAGGTCTTGCTCTTCTAGGGATGGGACAGTTAGCACTTGAATCGTGGGCAGTAGCCCATGGACAAGCAGCTTTCCGTGGGCGTCAGATATACGATTGGATCTACAGTAAAGGAGGTCGCGATATTAATGTGATCAGTGCTTTACCTAGATACTGGCGACAAAAGCTTAGTCAAGACGCAATCAATATTGGACGATCGGAGGAGTTACAACGATATATAGCTGCAGACGGCACGATTAAGTTATTATTAAGGACCTCAAGAGATGGAGAAACAATTGAAACTGTCGGAATACCAACGACTCACCGCTTGACAGTATGTGTATCCAGTCAAGCCGGTTGCCCAATGGCCTGTCGGTTTTGTGCCACAGGTAAGGGTGGTTTACAACGCTCATTAAGTACTGGTGAGATTCTTGATCAAGTTCTGAGTATCCGCGAGGCTCTGAATAGACGACCTAGTCATATAGTATTCATGGGCATGGGGGAACCATTATTGAACATTGAAGTTGTATTGGAAACAGTTCAATCTTTGACCGATGATTTTGGGATAAGTCAAAGGCGCATAACAATCAGTACAGTTGGAATTCCTAAAACCTTACCTATTCTAGCTGAGTTAGCCCTGAATCGTCTAGGGAGAGCCCAATTTACACTAGCCGTTAGTCTGCATGCCCCTAATCAAAAACTACGAGAGGCCTTAATTCCTAGCGCTGGTATCTATCCACTCAATGAGTTGTTGGATGATTGCCGAAGGTATGTTCGTCGTACTAGTCGAAGAATTAGTTTCGAATATATTTTACTACAATATGTCAATGATGAACCTTTTCATGCAGATGAACTAGCTGAGCGAGTACGCGGATTTCAAAGTCATATTAATCTGATTCCGTACAATCCCATCACTGAGGAGACTTTTCAATGCCCCAGTATTAGTAGAATTGATCGTTTTCGTAAGATTTTAGAAAGACGTGGAATATCAGTAAGTATAAGAGCTAGTCGAGGACTTGACAAAAATGCTGCTTGTGGACAATTACGACATAGACAAACTGAAGAAGGAGTAAAATAATAAACAGAAAAGCTGCTAGTAAGGTCTTAAAGCTTATACCTCTTTTATATACTCACAAGTTCTGTAGGGCATATCTTCAATGGCTGTAGATACTAAGTATAATGATCCAGTAATCACAACCATCGATGTACTCTGTTTACCTTCCTTTTTAACCTTGTTACAAGCTAATATGAGAGCTGCGTACCAGTCTTCTGCAACTTTTATCTGGTGCTTATACTTAGGACAGGCTATTCTTAGCTTATCAGCACTCCAGCTAGCATGCCCTGGGACAGGTACAATCCAGACTTCGTCAAGAGGATGTAATAAAGCTTCAATCATTGCAGGTGCATTCTTTCTCTCTAAAATACCAATTACCCATTGGATGTTATCTTTTTTGTAAGAATTAACCTCATACCTCAGAGCTCGAGCTGCTGGAGAATTATGCGCTCCATCAATTAGTATTTTGCTTCCTTGCCAGTTTATAATTTGACACCGACCAGGCCACCTTGCGTTTTGAAAAGCGGACTGAATTGATGTCTTTGTAAAGCGCCATCCGAAGGGTGCCATAGCATCAATCATGCCTAAGGCAACTGCACTATTATAACGTTGCACCTGTCCAGTTAGTCCACAAGGCCAGTCCAAAGGTTTGACCCATCGCAATTGTGCGCCTACTCGAATTGCCTCCTTTTCTAATACTTGAGCTACCTCTTTTCTTTGAGGAGCACTAATAGCAATAGCCCCTGGACTTAAAACGCCAGCTTTCTCTTTTGCAATACTGACTAAATCAGATCCTAGAAACTCTTGATGATCTTCCCCAATATTTCCAAAACCAACAATTTGACGATGGGGATGAATACTAGTGGCATCTAAACGTCCTCCTAACCCAACCTCAAGAACAGCTACTTTTATTTTCTGACGACTAAAGTATATAAAACCAGCTGCAGTTATTAATTCAAAAGGTGTAAGTAGGAATTTCTTTGACAAAGGGCCAATTTCTAATAACAATTCTTCCAAATCATGTGCTGTGATTATTTCATTGCGGATGCGAATGCGTTCTTGCCAGTCCGATAAATGTGGAGAAATCATTAAACCACTCTTAAGACCAGACGCGCTAAGAGAATTATGGAGCAGTGCACAAATCGAACCTTTTCCATTTGTTCCAGCTACTTGTAATGCCATATAATCTGATTCGGGGTTATTTAACTCTTGCAAAAACAATTGCAGTCTGTTTAGACTTAGTGTACCCCCGCGACTTGAAAATGTGGCAATAAGTTTATCAAAGTACTTCGAATTTGGATCCACACTGAACTAACTGATGATAGATAGGAGAGCTTTCTCTAAACGATTTACAGCAGTATGTAATTCTTTAGGTTTAATAGTCAATGGCGGTAGAAAACGTACAACTTCCGGCCCTGCGGGTACTATTAAGAGACGCTCGGTGATTGCTTGTTTAACTAATGAAGGAGCTGTAAGGCTTGTATTATTTAATACAAGGCCCTGTAACAAACCCCAACCTCTAACATCTCGTAAGTGATCAGGGTAACGGGTAACTAATTGTTTGAGGAGTTCCTGTAAAAGCTCACCCATACATCTTACATGATATGTGAGGCCTCGGCGTTCTACCTCTTTCATAACAGTTAGGCCAGCTCGGCAGGCAAAAGGATTACCTCCAAATGTGCTAGCATGATCTCCCGGGCACAATAAATCATATTTCTCTTTTACAGCTAGAGCCCCTATTGGTATCCCTCCACCCAAGCCCTTAGCCAAGGTAAAAGCATCAGGCTCTATTCCAAGCTTATTATATCCCCAAAGCTCCCCAGTTCGGCCTACACCTGTTTGAACTTCATCAAAAATTAGGAGGATCTTCTTCATATCGCAACATTTACGTACATGATTAAAAAAATCGATATTACCTGGGTTAACACCTCCTTCTCCTTGAAGTGGTTCAAGCAGTACAGCCGCAACTCTAGGACCTTCTATTTCAGTAGCTTCCAATAAGCGATCGAAAGAAGAAATATCATTATAAGTGAAAAACCGAAAACCTCGAACCATTGGTTCAAAGCCCTTATGATACTTTGGCTGTCCAGTGGCACTTATAGTTGCTAAGGTACGGCCATGAAAGCTAGCTTCAGCAGTAAGAATAATCGGTCGTTCTATACCTCTAACCTGGTGACCATACTTGCGCGCAAGTTTAATAGCTGCTTCATTCGCTTCGGCCCCCGAATTACAGAAAAATACTTTATCAAAACAACTATGTGTAGTAATCCATGCTGCAAGTGCTTCTTGCTCAGGGATTTGGTATAAATTGGATATATGCTGGAGTTTTCTTAACTGCTGATCCAAAGCCCAATCCATCACTGGATCACTATGTCCGAGAGTGCAAGTCGCAATCCCAGCGACTACATCAAGATATTGATTTCCATCACAATCACGTATCCAAGCACCTTTTCCCTTGCTTACTTGTAAAGGGAACCTTGTATACGTATTCATTACACTTGTTATGGGAGCGGTGGGACTCGAACCCACAAACCCGAAGGCGCTCGATTTTGAGTCGAGTCCGTCTACCAATTCCGGCATGCTCCCACTAAGACCGGATTCTAGAATGAGTTTGAACGTTAGGGATTGAGGCGATCAATATACGCTCCTAGTGATCTGAGTTTTTTCTCCATAAATGCGTAACCTCGGTCAAGATGATATAGTCCTCTTATATAAGTTGTTCCATCGGCTACTAAGCTTGCCAATACCAGCGCAGCGGATGCTCTCAAGTCACTAGCAGTTACAGGCGCAGCACTCAATTTAGATACACCTTTAATTAAAGCCGTGTCTTTATGAAGGACAATAGAAGCCCCCATTCGCTGTAACTCTGGGACATGTTGGAGCCGGTTTTCATAAATTTTCTCGGTAATGAGACTAGCTCCCTTCGCCATAGTCAACATACTCATGAATGGAGCTTGCAAATCGGTTGGAAACCCTGGAAAAGGCTGCGTAGTAAAACTAACTGACTTTAGTTCATTAGCCTGTATTATTACTCCGATGCCATCTTGCTTTAAGATGCAACCAGCTTCCTGTAGTTTGTCTATTACCGCTGTAAGATGTTCAGGAATAAAAGGGGCAATTCGTAATTTAGATTTAGTAATCGCAGCCGCTAAAAGAAATGTTCCAGCCTCGATGCGGTCTGGAATCACAGAGTAGTCCGCGCCATGGAGACGTCTGACTCCTATTACTTTTATAGTGGAGGTTCCTGTACCATGTATATTGGCGCCCATTGCTGTTAATAACCCAATAAGGTCTGTCACCTCAGGCTCACGTGCGGCATTCTCAATTACTGTTTCTCCTTCGGCTAAGACTGCTGCCATTAAAATAGTTTCCGTGGCACCAACACTTGGACATCTAAGCTGAATATTAGTTCCTCTTAAACGATGTTGAGGACTAGTGATAACAGCTGAGACTAGTCCGTGTTCGATTTCAATTTTCGCTCCTAGTGCGTGAAGACCTCTAATGTGTTCTGCTACAGGTCGTGTCCCAATTCTGCACCCTCCCGGTAATGGGACTTGTGCAATACCCATGCGCGCCAGTAGGGAACCTATACAAAAGAAACTAGCTCGTAAACTGTTAACAAGCTCGTAAGATGGGGAAGAATTATTTAAGTTGCTACTATTTATACTAAGATTGTCAACCCGATGGTCTAACTTAGCCCCTAGAGAGAGTAGAATATTGCTCATACAAGCAATATCTGTTAAAGGTGGTACGTTCCGAAGATTAATATCATCATCTGTTAGCAATGACGCTGCCATTAGGACTAAAGCAGAATTTTTCGCTCCACTTATGCGAACTTCACCTGATAGTTTTCTACCACCCGTGACTTTCAATTGTGGTGTCAATGTCTGGTTGGCTTCGTTTATACCGACACCTTTGTTCATGTTAAGTGTGTACTTACGTGGCTCACGAGTCTTGATCTTAGACGTAGAAGCTTAATTTTATTAAAGAAAAATGTTTAAACAATGGCTAATTTTTAAGCAATACATAATTCAAGCAGTGACAAAAACAAATGTCTTATCCCTTGATGCCGTATATTTAGAGAGTTGCTTCCGCAACTCTCAAGCGGATATGGCGGAATTGGTAGACGCGCTAGTTTCAGGTACTAGTGGCAGTAATGTCGTGGGAGTTCAAGTCTCCCTATCCGCATTAAGGTTATTGTTTATATATAAATATAAGCTACACCCCTGACACTTGCTAACGAGTTAACTTAAAGTAAAGGCCCTTAGAAATAACAAGACACGGTAACTTCCCCTAGTTGATATTGAAAAGTTGCAATAATCTTCATAGAGGGTCATAATTAATTGTTTTAAATAAAAACTTGCTTTGCTTATAACTAGTCGCCGGAATCCATTAGTTAATCGACTACGATATCTACACGAGGCTGAAGGAAGACGAATTCATGGATTAATACTTCTAGAAGGTACACACTTATTTCAAGAAGTACTTCGCTTAGGTTTAGTTCCTACAGAAATTATAGCAACGCCAAAATGGCTTAAGCATAATAACGACTTAACAAAGACATTTTCTAGTGTACGACTGGTCACTCTTGACGTACTCAGAGCTATAGCTACAACTAAGAACCCTGATGGAATTTTGACAGTTTTGCCTATCGTTCAGCTACCGATAGCTCCTCGAACTCCAAACTTTCTTCTCGTTTTAGATCGCTTACAGGATCCTGGTAATATGGGTACTCTTATGCGCACTGCCTTAGCGGCAGGAGTTGACTCCTTATGGTTAAGGGGTGGTGTTGATCCTCTACATCCAAAAGTATTGCGAGCCTCTGCAGGAGCAGCTCTTTCCTTACCATTAGAACGATTCTCAAGTACAGTGGAATTACTGCAACAAATCAAAAATCTATCAGGGATGCAACGTATTGCAACACGAGTTCAGGAGAAATACACTAGTCAAACTATTAAGCCTTACTGGCAACTAGACTGGTCTAAGCCTACGGCACTATTCTTAGGAAATGAGGGATCAGGTCTAGATCCGTTTCTCGAAAGTATCTGCACTGATGGTGTAACGATTCCTCATAGTTATTTGGTAGAATCTCTTAATGTTGGAGTTGCTGCTGCTCCTCTTCTTTTAGAGAGATTCAGACAAAGGCTAACATATGTTAAAAACAATCTCTAAATTAGTAAACTATCGTGACTGAAAATGACAATTCATTCAATTAAACATCTATTATGAACGACATAGACAGAACAGATTTTGATTTTGATTTGATTGTTATCGGTGCTGGATATGGTGGATTTGACGCTGCTAAACATGCTAGCTTACACGGACTGCGTACAGGATTAGTTGAATCGAATGAAATGGGCGGTACTTGTGTTAACCGAGGATGTGTTCCTTCAAAAGCATTATTAGCTGCCGCTGGACGTATAAGAAATCTTTCGGACTCAAATCATTTAAAAAAATTTGGTATTCAATCAGGGCCCGTAAAATTTGAGCGTCAAGCGATTGCTAATCACGCAAGTCAATTAGTCACAACAGTACGTTCCAATATGACAAAAACTCTGGAACAAGCTGGAACTAAGATACTTAAAGGGACTGGCAGGATCGAAGACCTCCAATTAGTTGGAATTCGAGAGAAGAATGGTGTTGATCGATTATATTCAGCTAGAAATATAATTATAGCAACAGGTTCCCGTCCATTTATCCCATCCGGAATTGAGGTAGATGGCACTACTGTATTTACTAGTGATGAAGCGGTAAGACTAGATTGGTTACCTCCGTGGATTGCAATAATTGGGAGTGGATATATTGGTCTCGAGTTTGCTGATATTTATACAGCATTAGGTTGTGAGGTAACCATGATTGAAGCCTTAGATCAACTAATGCCCACTTTTGATTCAGATATAGCGAAGATAGCAGCTCGAAAACTGATTCATGGGAGAGATATTGATACCCGTACTGGATTATTAGCAACCAGAGTGGTTCCAGGTATGCCCGCAAGAATTGAGCTCACAAGTAGAATTAACCACACACTTGTTGAAGAGTTAGAAGTAGACGCAGTACTAGTTGCGACAGGTCGAGTACCAATTAGTCAAAATTTAAATCTTGAAAAAGTAGGAGTACAAACCGATCGGGGATTTATACCAGTGAATGATAAGATGCAAGTAATTGGCAAAGGTAAAGAGATACCATCATTATGGGCTGTAGGTGATGTGACAGGAAAAATGATGCTTGCTCACGTGGCGGCGGCTCAAGGTATTGTTGCGGTTGATAACATTTTAGGTATTAAGCGATATATTGACTATTGTTCAATCCCGGCTGCAACTTTTACTCATCCTGAAATTAGCTCTGTTGGATTAAGTGAATCTGAAGCTAAGAAAATATCGGTAGAAGAAAGCTTTGATCTGGGAACGGTGTATAGTTACTTCAAAGCAAACTCAAAAGCCTTAGCAGAATTAGAAACTGATGGGGTAGTGAAGTTAATTTTTAGAAAAGATACAGGTGAAATATTAGGTGCACATATTTATGGTCTTCATGCTGCTGATTTAGTACAAGAAATTGCGAATGCTATAGCTAATCGTCAGTCAGTCAAGGTGCTAGTTAATCAAGTCCATACTCATCCCACATTAACTGAGGTGATCGAGTTGGCGTATAAAGAGGCTATGCAAGTAGTTGAAAAGGTAGGCATTGCCAATGGCACTCCGACAACATAGTGAAATCAATTCTCAGTTTCTTAATTGAAAATCAGCAATATTCGTACTGAAAGCTAACCAAAAATCTGACTTAAAGTTAGTCCCACTGACCACGTCGTAACATTCGTCTTCTGGGAAATTCAGAGAACAAACTCTGCCAGGTTTGGCAATCGAAAATTAGAATATCAGCAGGTGCTCCTATGCGGAAAACCCCATCCCACTCAAGACCCATTAATCTTGAAGGTGCAGTTGTGAAAAGTGATAAGCCTTGACGACTCCATGGCGTTAGATGTGTTACCCAAATTGAAAAACACATTAACTTAATAATATCAAAGCTTCCCATAGGAAACCATGCATCTTGCATGTTGTCACTACCTATACATATATTCACACCTGCGGCTTGTAATTGATAAATGGGTGCGATAGGTCTCATCACGGGTGTAGCTTGTTCTTGACGTCCTAACAACCAAAAATTAGTCCACGGAAGGGAAATTACTTGTAAGTTAACAGCAGCCATGCGATTAGATAACTCTCGGCAATCCTTTATAGATAAGAGCCCCATGCTACTGGTATGACTGCATGCTATAGAAATATCAAATTTACAACGTTCCATTATACTAGTAATTAATCTTACTCCGGTCCCTGGTTCAGCGCTAGATTCATCTATATGTAAATCCACACTGCAATTTAAGGATTGTGCTAAATATAGAAATTTTAAGACGTCATCTTTAGCATATAAAGACTTGGAATAAGGAGGCCCTAAAATTCCACCCAGTAAGCCGCCGGACCTAACGACTTTACTTGCGAGATCAAAACCTTTGTCTGTAATCCAGTAAGGTAAAGGTGCTAATGCAACTAATTGTAATGCTAAACGGTCTATCCATTGTAGTCGTAAGTCTTGTAATACTTCCCAAGTCAATCGGCCTGCTGGGCTCAAGGTATCAACATGTGTTCGAATACCTCTAACACCTTGACACCAAGCTAGATTAAGACTATAATTAATACGTTTTTCCAAAATACTTCTCGTCCGAAAACTATGTTCAATAGTGTTTACCAGGAGAGACTGAGACATCCCATAATTACTTAGCTCTATTTTGCTACTGTAAGATTTATCAATATGCGTATGGGGGTCTAGAAGTGGGCTTATTGCTAGTGGAAGTGATACATTATTGGAGGGTTTAAACGGTTTAATATCGGTAATTTGCCCTTGACTCCAGATTAGTATTATTGATACCAATCCTTCCGGATCAATCACTGGCAAATCTGTTATTAGCGGATCTAACAAGTCTCGAGGAACTTGGACAGCAAGACTATTTTGCATATAATGTGGATCTAATTCAGCATTCGTTTTAAGAATAAGGAATTTAAAGGAACTATTGACAAGGTAATCTAATGATATCGAAAATTGATTACAATAATGATCACTTTACCTATAGCGTAATTTCTGCGGTCTCTAAGGCTTACTAAAAAATATAGCCAGGGCTATTCTTTTAAATTTAGTTGATGAATGAGGAAAATTGTCTTGACTGCCTGGTACAATGTGACATATGCGGCGGGCGTCGCCAAGTGGTTAAGGCAGCGGCTTGTGGCGCCGCTATTCGGGGGTTCGAATCCCCTCGCTCGCCCTATCTTACGGAAAGACATAAATATTAAAATTTCCACTTGTTTTATACTGGATAAATCTCGTCTAGATGTCCAACTCTTACCTCTATAGACTGGAATAGCAACATTACATACATCCCAACTGTAATCATAAAAAATATCTATTGCGCAGTAAGGTAATTATGATTACTTTACAAAGCGGAGGATAAATAATTAAGAATCGGATTGATATATGAAAAGCTCAGAACACCAATTCAGGATCGCAGAACCTAAAATTATTCGTAACCTGATAACGAACTACCCTGTGGCTATTTCTTTCAATCTTAAACATATTTCAGAGCACGAAGAATTAGCTAATACGTCACTCGAAGGACAGGGTAGTTACTGGATCACCACGTTTGGATGCCAAATGAATAAGGCTGATTCAGAGCGTATGGCTGGAATTCTAGAAAGTATTGGGTACAAAGTGGCTAGATCGGAGTTTGAAGCAGACCTGGTAGTATACAATACTTGTACTATTCGTGATAATGCTGAACAAAAAGTCTACAGTTATTTGGGTCGGCAAGCTCTACGAAAACGAAATAATGCAGACATCATATTAGTAGTTGCCGGTTGTGTAGCACAACAAGAGGGAGCTTCATTATTAAGACGTGTCCCAGAATTAGACCTTGTAATGGGGCCGCAACATGTTAATCAATTGGGTTACCTACTTACCCAAGTACGCACAGGACAACAAGTTATTGCTACTGAAGATAATCATATCTTTGAAGATATAACAATAGCCCGTAGAGAAAGCACTATCTGCGGTTGGGTTAATGCCATCTATGGATGTAATGAACGTTGTACATACTGTGTAGTCCCATCTGTTAGAGGAAAAGAACAATCTCGATTACCCGAATCTATCCGGATGGAAGTTGAGGTACTCGCTAGTCAAGGATTTAGGGAGATTACCTTACTTGGACAAAATATTGATGCTTACGGGCGTGACTTACCGGGGATTCAAAAAAGTGGTCGAAGACAACATACTCTTACAGATTTGCTTACATTTATACATGATATTCAATCCATTGAACGAATTCGGTTTGCGACTAGTCATCCCCGCTATTTCACCGAACGCTTGATTGATGTTTGCGCTGATTTACCTAAAGTCTGCGAGCATTTCCATATACCTTTTCAAAGCGGTGATGACGAGATTCTAAAATCTATGGGTCGTGGTTATGATGTCGATCGTTATCGTAAAATTATTGATCGTATTCGCCTAAGAATGCCTCATTCTTCAATTACTGGCGATGCCATAATAGGTTTTCCGGGAGAAACCACTATTCAGTACGAAAATACTCTAAGATTAGTAGAAGAAATTGGGTTTGATCAAGTTAATACCGCTGCTTATTCACCTAGACCAAACACTCCTGCCGCCAACTGGAGTAATCAGGTTGATGAAGAGATCAAGGTCAGGCGCTTAAAAAGACTCAATGCGCTGGTTGAGCAAAAGGCTCTCGAACGTAATAAACGCTACATTGGACGCATTGAAGAAATATTAGTAGAGGATGTCAATCCTAAAAATCCATGTCAACTTATGGGGCGTACTCGTACCAATCGACTCACTTTTTGTCCGCAAGTAGACTCTCATGGTAACTGCCATAAAGTTGGTGAATTACTGATGGTCCGCATCGATGAAGTTCGAGCATTCTCACTCAGTGCTACTTTACTCTAGAGTTATGTCCTCTAAGTTAATGATCAATATCACTGGTGTTTACAGACTATGAAAAATTCACACGAAGTATATCCTCTGAAAATAGGTCTAGTATTTGGTGGGGCTTCAGCAGAACATGAAGTATCGATAGCCTCAGCAAAGAACTTAAGAAGAGCTTTGGAAGAAGGTAATAATCGAGAAAGATATGAGGTTAAAAGTCTGTATATCGATAAAGGAGGATATTGTTGGCCATCAGCTATTGGAGAGAGAGTTATGAAACAAGAGACGACTCCATCTTTATCGGATTTCTCAGGCATACCAAATCATTCAGGTTTTCGAGGATTCCCTGATGGAACAAAGGATATCAACGTTTGGTTCCCTGCTTTACATGGTCCGAATGGTGAAGATGGAACCATTCAAGGCTTGTTTACACTTATGAGAAAACGATTTATAGGCGCCAATGTACTCGGATCAGCTGTTAGTATGGATAAACAAGCAATGAAAGCATCTTTTTCTTCAGCAAAATTACCACAAGTGCCATATTCCTGCGTAAGTGTGTCTGAATTACATAGTGAACCGATAATGCTTCTAAGTCGTTTGGAGGAGCAAGTTGGATACCCATGTTTTGTAAAACCGGCAAATCTGGGTTCTTCTTTAGGTATAAGTAAATGTAGTAATCGAGATGAATTGATTAGAGGCTTGAAGTTAGCATCAGAGTACGATAATCGCCTGGTAGTAGAACAAGCCAAGCAAATACGAGAGATTGAGTGCGCTGTGATAGGGAAGGAAAAACTTCGAGCTTCTATCTTGGGAGAGATACATTTTAGCAGTGATTGGTATGACTATGAAACTAAGTATAGAGATGGTAACAGTTCTATGATTATTCCTGCTCCGCTACCAAAATTTATAACGGAGACGGCAAGACAACTAGCGTTAGAAGCTTGTCGAGCAGTAGGCGTTAGTAGTATCGCAAGAATTGATTTCTTTTATTCAGAGGAGCACGAGACTATTTGGATTAATGAAATTAATACTCTGCCCGGATTTACAAATTATAGTATGTACCCCACTCTTTGGAAAAGAAGCGGTCTATCAATACAAGACTTAGTTCATATGCTAATCGAATTGACATGAGTTAAGATTCAATCATAAGAAAGTGGCTAACTTTAAATCATAGAATAGGATTCTAGAGGTCTCATTATTGTTATAGTCTTTGATGGATATTGCAGTAAACTTGGATCATTCTATGATGCATGAGTAATAAACACTTTTAAGAGTATTTAAGAATGTATCTATAGAAAGGGTATGCTTGATTGTAGTCCTTTAATTATGTGCTCATGCCGTCACGAGTGAGCTTTAATGGTCAGAGGTTGTTACCAAACTTATGGCGCCTATTGGTCTTCGTAAGTACAATAATTAGACTCGAAATATTACTTATCCATCATGAATCCCGGACAGGTTTTGGGAATCAATTAGTCATAAAAGAAGAAGGAATGACAAGTCTTAACCAGATAGCAAAAATTATAGATCAAGAATCGATACCATCATCTATCGGTATCGATTTACGAGAGACTAGACAAAGATTAATGGCTAATTTACCAGTAGAAAGAATTTCTTTGGATCAACTAATTAATCCATCAAGGTTACAAATAGAGTTATTTAACCAAGTTCCCATTGCTTTGGGAGAACGCTATAAAAATCAATATATAGAACGAGGGCAAATAGATAATCAAGGTCGCTGGGTTAACAGTGATAATTTGAATGCTCGAAAAGGTTACAATCTCGAAATTAGGATTAAGGGTTGGCAAAGTCGTTATCGAAATAAAATAGCAGAAATACTAAATCATCGAGATGACTTCCATCACATGTTAAAAGAAATTCATATTGACGGTGATGGAGTATTTTGGCTAATATTAACAAATATGGGCCCTATCTGTTTAGGTCCTCCAGATGATTATTTCTCGCTTCGCATAGAAACGTTGAAACAATTAAGCAGCAAATTACCTATTGCATTCAAAGGACGTCGCAGTGAATTTATAGATCTAAGCTGTTTAGAAGAACCAGAGATCAGTTTTCTTGATCAAGATATTTATAAAAGCTAATGTGACAACATTAAAGACTAGCTGATTCTCTAAGTCTGTCAAGTGGTCAATATGTCTACAATATGACTAGTTTTGTGGCCCAACAAAATCCAGTAGCCTCCGGTTTAAGGACATAATGTTCTAGAACATAAACATCAATGATTAGATAATGGAGACTGCCCAGGGTGATCAGGCTTCACTCTTTCCCAAACATCCAGATGGCTTGGCGATGAAATTTAGTAATCTGAATGGGACTGGGATTGTTCCTAGCCAATCAGCACGAATTGAAGTTATTGGTGTTGGTGGTGGTGGTAGCAATGCAGTCAATCGAATGATTGCAAGCGATCTGGATGGTGTAGGCTATCGTGTCCTGAATACTGATGCTCAGGCGTTATTACAGTCCTCTGCACAATTGCGAGTACAGATTGGACAGAAACTTACCCGTGGTCTTGGTGCTGGTGGTAACCCTGCGATTGGGCAGAAAGCCGCTGAAGAGTCACGTATTGAACTTCAGCAAACATTAGAAGGAGCAAATTTAGTATTTATTGCAGCTGGCATGGGTGGTGGTACTGGTACTGGTGCAGCTCCAATAGTGGCAGAGATAGCTCGGGAGATTGGATCACTTGCTGTTGGAATCGTGACTAAACCTTTTAGTTTTGAAGGTCGAAAACGAATGCGTCAAGCTGAGGAAGGTATTAATCGTTTGGCTGAACGAGTAGATACATTGATTGTTATCCCAAATGATCGATTAAGAGAGGCTATAGCAGGTGCACCACTACAAGAAGCATTCCGAACAGCAGATGACGTGTTACGTATGGGAGTAAAAGGAATTAGTGATATCATCACAAAGCCTGGACTGGTAAATGTAGATTTTGCCGACGTTCGCTCTGTAATGACAGCCTCTGGTACAGCATTATTGGGAATAGGCGTTGGTTCAGGACGCTCTCGAGCAATCGAGGCAGCACAGGCTGCTATTACTAGTCCATTATTAGAAACGGCTCGTATTGATGGTGCAACAGGCTGCGTAATTAACATTAGTGGTGGTCGCGATATGACTCTCGAGGATATGACTACTGCATCAGAGGTAATCTATGATGTAGTAGATCCCGACGCAAACATTATTGTAGGTGCGGTCATAGATGAGAAGTTAGAAGGGGAAATTCATGTGACAGTGATTGCTACAGGATTTTATGGCGGTAGTTACAACTATAAGAATAGCAATTCTTCAAATCAGAGCACTAGTGTCGAAGACATATTTAGCATGGACAAAGGAAACTTATCAATTAACAATGTACCTGAGTTTTTGCGTAAACGACGGTTTCGTATGTAGTATATGATCTTTAGGATTGCGAACGCTATCTGGAATGCTGCTAAATAGTTATGATCAAGGAGTAGTTGCTATTCACGTATGAAAATTTGGTGACCCGGAGTCTACGCCTGCCTTGAGCATCCCGTATGGCTGCTACCTTCCGGTCCTGACCAAGTTTGGGCGTCAGTGCCGCATAGATCCGAGTCTTTAACACTTTAGCAACAAGTCGATATGGCATGATTCCACGTTTAAAAATCGTAAAATGATGAGAAAATCCATTCAATGACAGAAATACTTTCCTTTCACTTTGCATGATAATCCTAAGATTCGAATATTTAGGATTATCTCTGAATTAGTTTACCAAAACTACTTCAGAGATTGCATTTTTAGTTAAGGTACTACTAACAATTCCAATAGGATTGCCTTATGCATTATAGTTCTTCACTAAGACTTGTAATTTAAAAAACTGCGACGAAGTAAATATTGACACATTACAACTTAATATAATTAGTCTAAGTACCACCATAGGGAAACATTAACCATAAGATATCATCCCACATCTTTCACTCAATCACATGAGATGGTCTCCCACCATATAAGCATCTCTCTTAGCACTGTATTACTCATTGACATACCAGCTGACTCACTCAAGCGCCATCTATCACCGTCTATTATCAATAATCCCATATCATAAAAGCATTGCCATTTATCCAATAGACCTTTTAAATCATTATCGTTAATATCGCAAATGCGAGCTTGGGAAAATAACGCTACTCCTTCTCGACGTCTTAGACCTACAATTAAGCGTTCATCAAATGGCATGCCACCTGAATGCAGTGGTACTGCTTTTAATCTGTCCGCAGATAGCCACTGGATATACTCTCTACGTTTGCGAGGCCTAGCTAAAATTTCCCCATATGGTGCAGAACTTGCACTTATTCCAAAGCCCCACCATCCAGAACCGCTCCAATAAGATCGATTATGACGAGAAGTATGACCAGGGAAAGCGAAGTTTGATATTTCATACCTACCATAGCCAGAACGAGACAGAATACAGCTTGTGGCCTCCATAATATCTGCCACTTCATCCATTGTAGGCAAATTGAGTTGTCCAAGTTTGTTCTTGCGCTCGAAAACCGTACCTGGTTCAATGCTGAGATTGTATATTGAGATATGTGGTGGGTTTAAAATAATAGCTTTCTTTAACTGTTGTCTCCATTGAGTTAAACTCTGTCCCGGTAGGGCCTGAATTAAATCCAAATTCCAACTTATTAAACTCTGTTCTGCAAACGCTTTTCGTATCCAGCTTGTAGCTTTGTGTATATGCTCACAGCGATGACGACGACCTAACTGAAGCAGAATACTATCATCTAAGCTTTGAACTCCTAAACTCACACGATTAATGCCGGCAGCTAAGTACCCCTCAAACCTCAATTGATCAAACGTACTAGGGTCCATTTCTAAAGTGAGTTCAGCTCCTGAAGCAATACCGAAGTGTGATTTTAGACTTTTAAATATTCTGTCCACCTGGGCTGGCGTTAGCATAGATGGGGTCCCACCACCAATGTATACGGTAGATAGTGGCGGTCCACTAGGTGAAGAATTAATTTCATACTCTAGAAGTTCTAAGTAGGTCTCGATAGCATCTGATTTAGCACCGTCAGCATGGTCTCCTAGAGGCACTATAGCAAAGTCGCAATAATAACAACGACGATGACAGAATGGAATATGTAAATAAGCACTGCGAGGCTCCCACATAAATTACAATTTTTGGTGAAGAGGCATAAAGACTTGAGTCCCCATAGAGTTAGCCAACTCATAAGAGTAAACTTATCTCAGCGGCCGAAATCGTCTTAGATAGAACATGCTGCTTACTAAAAGTGATGAGCAGCCATGAAAGCTACTGACATGGTGGATCCGTTCATCTTTCTACTATTTGTTATCTCTGGAGCGGCAGCTGGTTGGCTAGGGGTTGATTTACTGCCTGAGTTATTGTTAATACAAGTTAATAGTGTGGAAAGTCTAAGAATAGTTACAGCGGGCTTTGGTATATTTTTTGGTCTTTTAGCCGGTTTCTTTTTCCAGCAATTACGTATTAGCCTAATGCAGCAGGTCCGGACGATGCCAACCGATTTATTGGTTAGCCGAGCTGTTGGATTGATTCTTGGATTGTTAGTAGCCAACTTATTACTTTCACCAATTTTATTGCTTCCTTTGCCATGGGAGGTAGTATTTTTGAAACCATTATCAGCAATATTGAGTAATATATTTTTTGGTGTGCTTGGCTACAATTTAGCGGAAGTACATGGAAGGACTCTACTTCGGTTATTTAATCCCACCAGTACAGAGGCATTACTAGTTGCTGATGGTATTCTAACACCTGCAAGTGCAAAAATTATTGATACCAGTGTAATTATTGATGGACGATTAAAAGGGTTACTTGCATGTGGATTATTAGAGGGTCAAATTATAATATCTCAATCAGTAATTGATGAACTTCACCAATTGGCGGATTCTGGTAATGGAGACAAACGAGAAAAAGGACGTCGAGGACTAAAGCTACTTAAAGCTTTACGAGATACGTATGGTCGCCGATTAGTTATTAACAGTACTAGATACGAGGGACAAGGTGCTGATGAAAAGTTACTCAAGCTAACGTCTGATACCAGTGGAACTTTATTGACTACTGATTATAATTTAACACAAATTGCACAAGTACAGGAATTGAAAGTTATAAACCTTAGTGAGTTAGTAATAGCTCTTCGTCCAGAAGTACGACCTGGAGATGCTCTTAATTTAAAAATAGTGAGGGAAGGAAAGGGAATAGCCCAAGGTGTAGGATACCTAGAAGATGGAACGATGGTTGTTGTGGAAGGGGCAAGTAGAAAAATTGGTGAACGATTGCCTATCACAGTCACAGGTGCATTACAGACGCCAACCGGAAGACTAATTTTTGCAAAATGGGACTATTAGTTCATATTACTACCCAGATTTTTAAGTTTTCAAGAGGATTAAGTATTCGTGACAAACTATTCTGCAAACACAAAATCTTAGATTTGTTCTGTTAAATGAGAAACTGATTCTAAGTAAACTTCTGAATCCATGAGCGACCTGGCCAGTATACTAATAAGCGAGCGTATTATCTATTTAGGTATGGCTCTCGCCTCTGATGATGAGACAAGGCAAAGCTTCAGTAGTGGCATGAATGTAACTCAATTAATGATTGCCCAGCTATTATGCTTGGAGTATGAAGATGATGAAGCGCCCATCACTATATATATCAATTCCAGCGGAAGTACGGATGTTAACTCCAATGCTATCGGGCATGAGAATGAAGCTTTTGCTATCTATGATACCATGCGTTATATTAAAGCTCCTGTAAATACATTTTGCGTCGGGATGGCTATGGGTACTGCAACAATGTTATTAGCTGCAGGACAATTGGGGAAGAGAGCGTCTCTTCCTAATGCATCAATAATCCTTAATCAGCCATATAATTATGTGGCGGGCTCCTCAACAGAAATAAATATTCAAGTTGAGCAGTTACTAATCTCAAGAAGTATCATGCACGAGATACTGTCTATTCATATTGGAAAGAGCTTACAACAAATAAGATCTGATTGTAATAGAATCCATCATTTAACGCCGTATCAGGCAGTTCAGTACGGCATTATAGACTCTGTAATCGCAGGTCCATAACATCTTTACATTTCAAGATTTATGGAGTAACTTGTGGATAGGCTGCAATGGATGGCTATACCCTCAACGGCTATAATGCCGTTTGATCGTGTTTGGAGAACTCAATTGTATATAGCTACAAGCCAATGCTAAACCCCACTCTAATCAACAATTAACCATTATGTATCCACGAACTCTCTTTCTTGTTGCTGATATAGATGACTACACAGCTAATAAGCTGGTAGCAGCTCTTCTTCACTTAAATGCAGTGGATCCAGACTTGCCCATCTCATTGGTGATTGACTCACGAGGTGGGTCTATCACCGGTGGGCTGATGATATATGACACTATTAGGTATATTACAGCCCCCGTTTCAACGGTTTGTCTCAGTGTTGCTGAATCAATGGCAGCTTTTATCTTAGCTGCAGGCAGAAAAGGAGAACGACTAGCTATGCCACATAGTCGGATCGTGATAGAACAACCCTTTGGGGAAACAGAGAGGAGACAAGCTAGTGATCTCTTACTCGAAATGAACGAGATGAGTTTTACTAGACGCAAAATTAACGAGTGTATGGCCGAAATGACAGGCCAAACAATTCAAAAAATTGCTCAGGATACTGACCGCCGATATTATCTTAGCGCTTCCGATGCCGTAAAGTATGGGTTAATTGATCATGTTATTACTACACCTCCAAGAGATTTAGTTCCGGACCCAAATTATAATCCCTTGATAGAACCTGGTTCGTTTGAGTTTGCTTTTCTATAAAGATTATTTATCTTTGGTTTGAATTAGTTGAGATTTTTCGCCTCATGTAATAGATTGAACATTATCTGATCTGGTCACCGTCATGCCTATTGGCTATCCCACTATTGAGTTTCCTTCAGGTTCGGGACGTTACGCAGACCCGGTTTCTGCATTGTCCTTAGAGCGAATCCTATATATTACTAGTGAGGTAGAAGATTACATGGCCAACCAACTTGTAGCAAACTTGCTTTTTTTTAATGCGCAAAGTGTAAAAGATCCCATATACCTGTATATCAATTCTGATGGTGGCTCAATATCTTCAGGCTTAGCAATCTATGACACTATCAACTACATTACGGCACCGGTTATTACTGTATGTTTAGGTACAGCATCATCTATGGCCGCTTTCTTACTAGCGGCAGGTCAGCCAGGGGAGAGATGTGCACTTATGCATAGCCGAATCATGATTCATCAGCCAATGGGTGGTACTGGCCGTAGACAAGCTAGTGATTTACTAATTGAAGCTAGTGAGATGGCTTACATCAAGAGACGTATGAATGAATGTATGGCCGAAATGACAGGTCAAACTGTTGACAAGATAGATAGAGATACAGATCGAGATTATTATCTTAGTGCTCATGAAGCAGTAAGGTATGGGATAATTGACTATGTAATTTAATTATATCTTTGTGGAACTAAACTTCCCATGCTTAAAGATGAGATCAATACTCCTAGAAAGTTGCTTGTGTGGCGAGGCAGCAAGTCGAAAACGTAAGATTTTCACCTGTTCTGTCAAAATGCCCGAATGGCACAGCTTTTCTACGATTCCGATGCCGATTTAGACTTATTAAAGGGCAAAACTGTGGCAATCATTGGGTATGGCTCTCAAGGTCATGCTCATGCGCTTAATTTGAAAGATAGTGGCGTAGACGTAATTGTTGGTTTGTATAGTGGTAGCCCTTCAGCTGAGAAAGCGAGAGCTGATGGTTTGGAAGTATTAAGCGTTAAGGATGCTGCGGCTAAAGCTGACTGGATAATGATATTACTTCCCGACGAAACACAGAAAAAGGTTTATGATTCAGAAATTGCACCATACTTAAGTCCAGGCAAAATCTTGAGTTTTGCTCATGGGTTTAATATCCGTTTTGGACTAATTGTACCCCCACCTAATGTTGATGTGGTTATGATTGCGCCTAAAGGGCCTGGGCATACTGTCCGATGGGAATACCAGAATAATCAGGGAGTTCCAGCACTTTTTGCTATTGATCAAGATGCTTCTGGTAATGCACGTCAGCTGGCTATGGCTTATGCCAAAGGGATTGGTGGAACACGTGCCGGAATATTAGAAACTAATTTTAAAGAAGAAACTGAAACTGATTTGTTTGGTGAACAGGCTGTATTGTGTGGCGGATTAAGTGAGTTGGTAAAGGCAGGCTTTGAAACTTTAGTGGAGTCAGGATACCAACCCGAGTTGGCTTATTTTGAATGTTTACACGAAGTCAAACTAATCGTTGACTTGATGGTTAAAGGTGGGTTAACAGCTATGAGAGACTCTATATCGAATACAGCGGAATATGGAGATTATGTTAGTGGCCCACGATTAATTACAGCTGAAATCAAAGATGAAATGAAACGGATATTAAGCGAAATTCAAAATGGTACTTTTGCTCGCAAGTTTGTAATAGAGTGTGAGAATGGCAAACCTGAGATGAACAAGATTCGTCAGAGAGATTCTCAACATCCTGTTGAGGCTGTAGGTAAAAATTTGCGTTCTATGTTTAGTTGGTTAAAAACTACCTAATTTTCCTAATCTTGAACTCGTTTACATACTGTATCTTGGCAGTTGTCAATATATCTCAATCAAAAAAAAAGTAAAAATTTTTGAGTTGATTATAAGTACAAGACACAAACAAATAAACGTTGATGATATTCATTATCTTGTGGAGAAATCTATTTTATACTTACTTGATAAATTTCCTCACTCAAGCGACTCAATGATTAATACATATTATTGTTCAATGGTAAGACATTGTCAAATCAAGAGCTATAAAAAATACCATAATTAACACACGGCTTTAGTAAATTAATATTATATTGAATATGAGACGTATAAACGGAGAGGGTGGGATTCGAACCCACGGAAGGTTACCCTTCAAACGATTTCGAGTCGTTCGCTTTCGACCACTCAGCCACCTCTCCAAATTCCTCTGGGGATTGATGAAATTATACAGGGTGTCATTTCTCAAAGCTAGCTCCTAGATGCTATTGGTAATAAGTACTTAATCAAAGGACCAAAGCATTTGCAAACTCAATAACTATAATTGATACTGCAATTCTCCTTAGAATTTCTTATAGAGAGTTCGGCACTTTCACCTAGTTTTGGAAGATACTTATTATATATAGAAGCATCCTGTGGAGTTTATACATTCCTGACTTTGAGTTACCGAACAATAGTAGTATCTTTGACAGGACCAGCTTCGATCTTATTCTCCACCTGAATATGGATATCATTTGGTTAACAAAGGCAACCCTAAGTCTTTACGTTCGGTGAGCCATGCTTCTGCCACCTGACGAGCTAGGCCTCGAATGCGACCGATGGTTGCTGTACGTTCAGTAACAGAGATTACTCCTCGGGATTCCAATAAGTTAAATGTATGACTGCACTTAAGAACAAAATCAAGAGCTGGAACTGCTAGTTTTTTCGCGATTAAGTCTATGGCTTCTGCTTCATAAATAGCAAATAACTGTTTTAATCGATCAGGATCAGAAGCTTGAAAATTATACATACACTGGGTCTTTTCGAAAGGTAACCAGATATCACCGTAACAAATCTCTGGGCTCCAGGTTAAATCCCAGAGGCTTTGAACATCTTGTAGGTACATGGCTAAGCGTTCAAGACCGTAAGTAATTTCAATTGACACAGGTCGGCAATCAAACCCACCACACTGTTGAAAATATGTAAACTGAGTTATTTCCATTCCATCCAACCATACTTCCCAGCCAACACCCCACGCTCCAAGAGTGGGAGACTCCCAATTATCTTCGACAAATCGAATATCATGTTCATTGTGACAAATACCTAAGGCCTGAAGTGACGCCAGATAGGTTTCCTGAATATTACTAGGAGAAGGCTTAATAAGAACTTGATACTGAAAATAATGCTGTGCTCTATTTGGATTATCCCCATATCTACCATCGGTTGGACGGCGACATGGCTCTGGATATGCAACAGCCCACGGCTCTGGTCCTAGGACCCTAAGAACTGTATGGGGACTCATGGTCCCCGCACCTTTCTCGGTATCATACGGTTGCAGTAGTAAACAACCTTGCTGTTTCCAAAATTCATTCAAAGTTGAGATAATATCTTGAAAATACATGGGAACCTTTTACGAGAAAAAATAGGTCATTAAACATTGTCTCTGACAAGACTCAGGGACTTATTTTTTGCTTCATAGTGTTAACAGCTATTTACTTCGACAATGATTGTGTTTTAGTTAAAATTTAACGTTGGCCTTCACATTTCACCTAGATTTAGATATAAGTAAAGCTAGGTGAAAATACATACTGTGAAGAATGCAGTAAATTCAAGTGGGAACAGTGCTGGCAAGATACATTCTTTGAACATACTCATGGTAAGGTCTAAAGTTATCAGTTAAATTGTCACTATTGAATAAAAGAATAGTTAAACATTATTGATAGATTGTAAGGCTAACAATGGTAGAACTTGCTACTTTTACTGAAGAGTGGCCATGCGGGTATAACGGGCAGATTGACATGATTTTACTTGGAACCAGATGCCTAAATTAGCTTAAGCTTCTAATCTGAGTAACCCCATTTGTCCACCGGCCAGAGGAATATAACGCGCTATTCTGAAGCCTACTTTGTAAGCCAGTTCCTCTTGTTCTTGTCCTGTTGGAAATCGGTCTAAGCTACCTTCTACATAGTTATAATGCTGTTTCAGACCAAAATAATCTGCAATTGGTACCACTAACTGTCTTAAATAAAATTGTTGAAAGTATGCACCTAAGCCTGTCGGTTGAGGATTAAAATCGAGTATCGTTGCACGTCCATTCGGTTTGAGCACTCTATGTATCTCCCATAGACCACCCATAGGGTCGAGAATATTACGCAAACCATAAGCCATTATAGCACCATCGATGGACGATTTGGTAAGACGGGTCATAATAGCATCGGCCTGTCGCCATCGGACACATAACCATGGCTGAGTAGCAGCTCTTAACTCAGCTGTTTGCAATGGCAATATAGCTGTATCTACTCCTAATACTGTCCCATTTGGACGAACTTGTTCAGCCAATAGGAAAGATACATCACCTGTACCACAGCAAAGGTCTAGTAAACATTGTCCTGGTTGAGGTTTTATCCAAGACAATGTTTGTCTTTTCCAAACCCGATGTAAACGTAGCGAGAGCAAGTCATTCAAAGTGTCATAGCTAGAGGCTATTTCTTCAAACATGACTCGAACTGTCTGGGGATCTCCAGGCTTCACGTTAATCTCCTCATATTACAATGATTCAAGTTTAAGCTCGAAGATCTCAAAATGACAAGTTGGATGAAACAAGATTCTAATTTTACCTGCCAAATCCTAATATTAGATACTATCGCCTTAATCTGAAGCTGAAAGACAATTAATCTAAGATATATGTACAATGATTATCAGGATTCGCAATGGACTCCCTGTAAGAATATCTTCTTTAATTGAACTCAAAATATCTAAGAGGGCCGTATGATTCTCTACGCTGATGGCTCAAGTATCAAGAAGCATTAACCTTCATCTATATTAAAATAAATTATAGCGATACTCAACTAGTTTTCGTAATAGTATTTTATACTATAACCGACGATCCGTGCAATAGTGGAAGCAAATTTCAAATGATTGCAACCGTTCTTGATGTCCAAATATTCTCTCTATATACTTTCTAATGCTATTGAGGCAATATGCTAAAGTTAAATAATTATGGAACGGCGAGAAATCATGCTTCAGGAAGATAGCAATCTCTCAATGCATAATCAGGATAAATAACTTCTCCTCTTTTGGGAAATATGTATGCTCAAAATAAACTACTAAGTTTTCCAAGCGATAGTATCGCCTAGCAGTGATAATCTTCCATCCTTCGAATCACTCAGTGTAACTTTCTTCTAGTTCACTCAAAAGAAAACTTTATCTTAATTCTGAGAGACTAACAATGATGAATAAAGGTTCACCTCTGGAAACTGGTAGCAACGCACGTCAGCTGCTAGGCATGAAAGGTGCTAGTGAAACAAAGAATATCTGGAAGTTGCGAATACAACTAATGAAGCCGGTTACATGGATACCTTTAATCTGGGGAGTAATATGTGGAGCAGCTGCATCAGGTCAATTTAATTGGAGTTTCCAATCAGTTCTGGCCTCAATTGCTTGTATGATAATGAGTGGTCCTCTTCTGGCTGGCTATACTCAAACTATTAATGATTACTATGATCGTGAAATTGATGCTATTAATGAACCTTATAGACCTATACCTTCTCAATACGTTTCTTTAACTCAAGTCAGACAACAAATCTGGGTATTACTGTTAGGTGGATTAATTATAGCCTATGGACTTGATGTATATGCTAATCACTCAACTCCTGTATTATTCATTCTAGCACTTATCGGTTCATTCATAAGTTTTATTTACTCCGCACCCCCCTTGAAATTAAAACAAAATGGGTGGCTTGGTAACTATGCCCTTGGAGCTAGTTATATCGCTTTACCTTGGTGGGCAGGTCAAGCACTATTTGGTCAACTAACTTTAGCAACCAGCTTGTTAACATTGGGATACAGTTTGGCCGGTTTAGGTATTGCAGTCGTTAATGATTTTAAGAGTGTAGAAGGCGATAAGGTACTAGATCTAAAATCACTACCTGTTGTTCTAGGAATTGAGTCAGCCAGCTGGATTAGCGCTGGAATGATAAATCTTTTTCAATTAGGGATAGTTATTGTCTTAATACTAATAGATCAACATTTTGCCGCCGTACTCTTGTTGTTGTTGATAATACCACAAGTGGTTTTCCAAGATATTTGGTTATTAAGACAGCCTATGTTGTTTGATGTTCAATATCAGGGTAGTGCTCAGCCTTTTCTCGTTCTTGGTATGCTTGTAACTGCTCTAGCCATAGGTCATAGCCCCTTGGTCCACTCAATGTGATTAAGGCATACCGTAACTATTTTTGTACTGGTACATCTGCTTTGATGGTAGGAGCCAGTTTTGCGATATTTCAAAGAATTATAGTAAGGAAGATAGACGGAATTCTTCCGAAAGTTCATATGATAGGATATTTTAATCGTCCTCAAACATTAGTTATTCTTTCAGCAGATGACGAAATAGTACAAAAAATAGGCCCTATAATACATGGGAAACTTGAACCATATCAAGTTCCAGCTCTACTCGCAAAAGCCTTTATCGCTGCAGAAGATAGACGTTTCTATTATCATAATGGTCTCGATTTTCGTGGTATCGCAAGAGCCATGATAACAAATATGGTGAGTCATTCAACACAACAAGGGGCAAGTACTATTACTCAGCAGTTAGCCCGTATGGTGTTTTTAGATCAGGACCGTAAAATCAGTCGAAAGATTAAAGAAGCCATACTATCGTTAAGAATAGAAAATGAGTTGACTAAAGATCAAATCCTGACTCACTATCTGAATACTATTTATTTGGGATCTGGCGCTTACGGTGTGTCGGATGCTAGTTGGATTTATTTTTCCAAAACTCCTAATCAATTAAATTTGGCAGAGATAGCTACTATCGCGGGTCTGGCACCAGCCCCCTCCACATATTCACCACTGATAAACGGCAAACTAGCACAAGAGCGTAGGTCTACAGTTCTTGGCAAAATGCGAGAAGCTGGTTTTATAACACTTAGCGAAGAATCTGAAGCCAATACTACCCCTCTAGCTATTAAGCTAGCGCAGCCAAAATTTTTCCCTAGCAAAGCACCTCATTTTACTTGTTGGCTTGTGAATGAATTATCACATACGTATAAACTCTCTAGACATAGATCAAATGGGTTAACGATTTGGAGTAGTATTCATTTAGGTTGGCAGAAAGAGGCTGAAAAGACTATTCTCAATAGTACGCAAGATGGAATTGAAGGTGCGTTAGTCTCTATTGAACCAGGTACGGGCCTTGTAAGGGCTATGGTGGGTGGTAGAAATTTTAATCAAAGTCAATTTAATCGCACCTATCAAGCGTTAAGATCCCCTGGCTCTACTTTTAAGATATTTACATATATTACAGCGTTAATAGAAGGTTTACAACCCAAAGACTTAATATTAGATACTAGACGATGTTTTGGCGATTATTGTCCAAAAAATTTCACCGATCACTACCAAGGTTATATACCCTTATCAACAGCCTTTGAAAATTCTCTCAATACAGTAGCTATTGCACTGTTCCATCAGATAGGATTTGAGAAGGTATCAGCTACTGCTAAGAAACTTGGGTTCAAAACAACACTACCGAAAGTTTATCCTGTGGCTTTGGGAGCGTCCGGGGAAACAATTTTAGGGATGACATCTGCCTATACAGCTATTGCTAGTAGAGGAATTTATATTACCCCTACTCCGTTTGAAGAAATTCACGACGCACAGGGGCGTATAATTTGGTGTTATTATTCAGGTCATGTTAGACGGAAACGCGCGATAAAGAATTCAGTTGCTAATGATATGTTGATTATGCTGCAATCAGTAGTGAAAAATGGAACTGGACGATTGGCCAATCTTCCCGACCGTCCAGTGGCTGGTAAGACAGGTACTTCGGAAGGTGCTCGAGATCTATGGTTTATTGGTTCAGTACCCCAATTAACTACAGGGGTATGGTTTGGATATGATAACAACATGGAAACAAACAGGACTAGTAGTCTTGCTACTCAGGCATGGCATGCGTATATGCAAAAAATAATCCAGGAATTACCTACTGAATACTTTCCTCTCTCATCTCAAGCCTAAAAGTAATTGGACACAAAAGAACTTTCTATATTAATAAAAAGCGCTTACTATGAAAACTTACGTCAAGAGATTCACATTAATCGACCTATCGATACCGACTGTATTAGAGTTTATAGGGTTTTTAAACGGGAGAATACCTCAAGACTGAAAAACTGCTGCGAAAAAACCATTCCGATAAGTTAAACTTGGCCATCGTGTTTGCTGAAATACGCATGATAATTTACTTGTATTCTCGAGCAAGTTCATTACCTGTCTTTCATTCTCTTCAGGATTTATTGTACAAGTAGCATATACTAATCGTCCACCTGGTTTTAGGAATAGAACTAGCGTTTTTAACAGTTCACATTGAACTTCAATTAGTTGTCTAATCTTATCCTCTTCGATCCTCCAGCGAGCATCTGGGTGACGTGAAAGAGTGCCCAGACCTGAGCATGGGGCATCGATTAATATTCTATCAAAGGCTTGATACCACTCTGGTTTTTGATGAGCTAATGTTATCCCATTCGCGAGAAGGGTATTAATTATGGTTAAGCCAAGACGCTGAGCATTATTATTTATTCGATCAAGTCTACCCTTAGAACGATCAACGGCCCATATTTCTCCAACATTACCCATCAGTTCGGCCAAATGAGTGCTTTTACCTCCAGGTGCTGCACAAGCATCTAGAACGCGATGACCTGGTCGAACATTTACCAACGAACCAATCCATTGAGCAGCCCGATCCTGGACACACCAATAGCCCGTCTTAAACCCTGGAAGGATTTTTAAGTTACCCACGCGACCGCTGATCTGAACTGCTTGAGATAGTTCGGGTAGTGGGTACGCTTGGATTCCCTGTTGTATGAAATTTGCGATTACTTGTTCTCGACTAGCTCGTAATGGATTGATCCGTAGGTCAATTGGTGGAGAGTTATTGGATGCAACTGTAAAGACTTCCAAGCCTGATTGATTACGCCAAATAAGAAGATTATTGGTAAGCCATGCAGGTAGAGAGTGTATCACAGATAGTTGAAAATTCAGTTGTGACGGAATTATTAAAGACTGTCCTGACTGTTGGATACGATGGGCGGTACGCAGAATTCCATTCACAACGGGTGCTAACGAGCTGATGCCATATTTCTTGGCAATCTCTACTGTGGTGTTAATTGTTGCGGCAGGTGGAATACGTTCAATAAAAAGTAGCTGATATAATCCTATGTGTAATAACCAACGAAGAAGAGGGTTTTGTTTGGAAGTCGATACTCTACCTAATTGATTCAACCAATAATCTAGTGTAAGCCGGCGACGAATAGATCCATAGGCAAGCTCAGTTGCTAGTCCACGGTCATCAGGGCGTAAAGCATTGCGGCTTAATTCTCTTTCCATCGCTATATTAGCATATGCTCCAGCCGCTACAGCGAGTAGTACTTGCCAGGCAACCTTTCTAGAGGCTAACCCATTAATATCAAGGTTGGAATCTTGAGGAATCTCTAATACTGGTTTAATAAGTTCCAAAATAGTAAGGAATTGTTAAGAGTAACTCGATTAGAATAGCGAATTACCTTTGTAGGGGTTGTTTCATAAGTGTTTCACGAGTTACGCTCCAACCTATGCAAAAGTAGTTCTCAGTGTCTTGAAGGAAATCAATGTATTTCCTTCAAGACACTGAGAAAGAGATGTAAAGAGGATATCAGATGGTTGCTATAAAATCAATTAACTAATTAGTTGGATTACATTTACTAGATTAAGAAAATTGCTTGAGTCATCCAATCATATACTCTTCATGGAAACAAGTGCAATCATTAATGGCCCTATTGCCTCGACGCTTTCAACGCCTTGATTTTGTACGAAATCATAGGATGAGCGATTTAACAGTCGTCCTTGATAATGTAGAAAAATCTCATAACCTCTCAGCCATCTTACGTAGTTGCGACGCTGTTGGCATTACTGAAGCATATGCAGTTAATTTCGCAACACAGCTCAGAGTCTTTAAAAGTACGGCCTTGGGCAGCCAGAAATGGATCCGATTAAATAACGAGACTTCTATAGGACAAACGATCACGCGTTTGAAACAAAGGGGTTTCAAAATTTATGGTACTCAAATCAATACAGCATCCCTTGAATATCATCAGTGCGACTTTGTCGGTCCTACAGCGTTTGTGCTAGGTGCTGAAAAATGGGGTCTCAGTGAAATTACAACTCACTTAATAGATCAATCAATATCTATTCCTATGATGGGGATGGTACAATCGTTAAATGTTTCTGTAGCAGCTTCTATATTACTTTTTGAAGTTTTGCGGCAACGACAGGTGAATCAAACTTTGCCTATTGTGGGGGAAGGCTTGTCACTAGCACATAGACATAAACTCTTATTTGAATATAGCTATCCGCGGATTGCAGATGGTTATCGGAAGAGAAACTATCCGTATCCAAATATTGATGATTACGGGCAAATAATAAAAGATTTGGAAGAACCAATAACCTGAATGAGCTCACCATCTATTAGAGCCTTACAGTGTAGAAAGCGATTGTTTATTCAAAATGGTATTAAAACATCATCGTGATTTGTTGGTGGCAACCGTAAAGAGAGACCAGATCGAGCTTTTGGAAGCCAAAGAGCAATAATTAGAAATGAAACTTCTAAGATGAGTTGATGACCTATGAAAAGCACTACTAGCAGCAATCCAACGGCAAGCATTTGTTCTAATAATCCTATCACTTCATCTCGATTAGCTGATCCTAAACCCCATAGCCCAGCCCCAAGGCACAATAACATCAAGGCAATCCACCAGCTCATGGTAAGCAACGATTCGTCTATATAGTTTGCCTGATTAGAATCAATTTTGACAAAATTTTAATGAAAGTCCTTATAAACTATTGGTATTCCTTCGTGAAATACTTGACTAATGTTATGATGTTTAAGATGAAAAATATCTAAATAGACAGAAGAAAGTAAATTTCAAACGAGTACAATAACAGACTATCAAAATGACTTAAGACAGTAATATATCCCAAATAAGTATCCTCAACACACTATCAACGAGTGACCAAAAATATTTTATACCAGGCAAGATATCGTTGAAGGTGAATTTATCGATATGCCGTAAGATCTGTAAATAGGACAAGAAGAACTGATCAGATATTTGATAGGTTTCTAGTTGAGCTTTAGTATCGCCATGAAAGCCTCCTGAGGAACATTCACTTTCCCCATCGCTTTCATTCGTTTTTTACCTTTCGCTTGTTTTTGTAATAGTTTCTTCTTACGTGAGATGTCACCACCATAACATTTAGCAAGAACATCTTTACGAATAGCACTAATGTTCTCGCTTGCAATTACTCTACTACCGATTGATGCTTGGATAGGTATTTTAAACTGTTGTCGTGGAATTAATTCTTTCAGCTTCTCAACTAGATTCTTTGCTATATTGTAAGCTTTATCACGATGAACAATAGTTGTAAGGGGATCAGCTTTTTCTCCATTAATTAATACATCAAGACATACTAATTCATTTGGACGATAACCAATTAAATTATACTCCATTGAAGCGTATCCTTTTGTACGACTTTTCATTTCATCAAAGAAATCCGTTACAACTTCAGCAAGGGGGACTTCATAATGTAGTGTTAGACGGTCTGTTGTTATATACTTCATATCTATAAATTCGCCACGACGATTCTGACATAATTCCATCAAGGTACCATTGTAAATATTTGGTGTATAAATCTCGAGCTTCACATAAGGTTCTTCAATCGATCTACGTTTTTGAGGAGGAGGTAATGTCGCAGGATTATCAATCATGATAGTTGTACCATCAATCATGTTGACTTTATAAACGACTGAAGGTGCTGTAACGATAAGATCTAAATTATACTCTCTTTCCAGTCTTTCTTGCACAATCTCCATATGCAAGAGTCCAAGGAAACCGCAACGGAACCCAAATCCCATTGCACTACTAGTTTCTGGTTCATACTTTAATGCTGCATCAGAAAGTTGCAATTTATCTAAGGAATCCCTGAGATCAGCATATTGATCTGCATCCGTTGGAAACAGACCACAAAAAACCATGGGCTTGACTTCTGTATAACCAGGTAACGCAGCTGCCGCTGGGGCGTTAAAAAGAGTTATAGTATCACCTACACGGGCATCAGCTACAGATTTGATTGAAGCGGCTAAGTAACCAACTTCACCTGCATGAAGTGAACTAACTTTATTCTGATCTGGAGCCATGACTCCCACTTCGTCCACCTCATAACTTTTTTGACTTGCCATTAACAGTATTTTATCTCTACTATTAATAGCACCACTCATGACACGGAAGTATACGATTACTCCACGGTAAGGATCATAGTAAGAGTCAAAAATTAACGCTGACAGGGGTTCGTCTATTTTATCTGCCGGAGGAGGTATTCGATCTACTATCGCTTGTAAAATCTCCGGAATTCCTAAGCCTGTTTTTGCAGAGCAATTAATAGCATTAGATGCATCCAGACCAATGATTGTTTCTATTTCACCTTTAATCCGCTCTGTATCCGCACCTGGTAAATCTACTTTATTGAGAACAGGGATAATTTCTAAATCTTGTGATAAGGCTAAGTATACGTTGGCTAGGGTTTGAGCTTCTACTCCTTGGCTTGCATCTACAACTAGAAGAGCACCCTCACATGCTTGGAGACTTCTACTAACCTCATAACTAAAATCTACGTGCCCCGGAGTATCTATTAAGTTTAATATATATGTTTCTCCATCATTAGCTTTATACTCAATTCGAGCTGCTTGTAACTTAATAGTAATACCTCTTTCTCTTTCCAACTCCATATTATCAAGAAACTGTTCCTGCATATCCCTAGCTGCAACAGTGCCGGTATCCTGCAGTAATCTATCGGCAAGTGTCGATTTACCATGATCAATATGCGCAATAATACAGAAATTACGGATGCGCGATACAGGAACGTTAGTCATTAGCTTCTCAAATCCTCAGATTGAGCTAACATTAAATTGTGAAAGCATTTGGCTAAGCTTAGATAACGAATCTGACAGACGGAAGACCTTGTACATGTTTGCTGATGGTTTATATGTCAATGCCAGATTCGTTTAGCCATGAATTCATTGCAAATATTGTACCCCACTTTTAAGCCAGATTACGGACGACGAGATATGATTAGGAGGAGAGAAAAAACATTGGAAAAAACAACGCCATTCCGTGGAATCAACTCCACAACCTTCTTTTCGAACGTTGTTGTAGGGAACCCTTCAACTGAAAATTAATCAGGTCACACTATAAATTATATCTAAAAACCAACTACGTGACCTCGTTGAGATTCTATTTCAAAGAGTCCTATGATTCCTTGTAGATATAAAGTCTCCTTAAATCCACGTGGACTAAAATAAAAACTGTAGGTATATTGCTGGAGAAGTGCATTACTCGTCAGTTAAGTCTTGTAGTGTGTTCAGAAAAGTTATCATAAGAAAAGTAGTATCCATGACTTAAGAATCATGTTATCATGATAGCGCTATAAGTCCGGTTTATTATGATTCATCCAAAGTATCGATATATCATAAATAACCGTGCGTATATCAAGGTGGCAAGTACCATGTCGTCACTTTTGGTTAAGATTGTATGTCTATTCTCCTTTAATTCTTGTGTACTATCGCCTCAGTAAATCAATAAAAGGTCTCTTCAAAGTTAGACTGATTCATCTGTACATTTAGTTTATCTATCATCATGACTAATGAAACTTTGGCTCTTACGCATGAAAACGTAGAAACGGTACTAAATGAGCTTCGTCCATTTCTTATTGCAGATGGAGGTAATGTGGAAGTAGTGGAAATTGATGGGCCTATCGTGAAAGTAAGGCTGCAGGGGGCATGTGGTAGTTGTCCCAGTAGTACAATGACCCTTAAAATGGGTATAGAGAGAAAATTACGGGAATCGATTCCCGAAGTAAGTGAAGTTATCCAAGTATTGTGAGAATCAATTTAGATTGTTTATATGCTTTGAACTTACCCCTTTAAGCTATTTGATCTTCTGGTGCCAAACCTGTGCTTGATCAGCGCTTACTCAGAGAAAATCCCGAGAAAATTGTAACCCAACTAGGTCGACGTGGTATAACATTTGACATAACTGGCTTACAAGTAATAGCTAACCAGGAGAAAACTCTTACATCTCGACGCAATCTTCTCCAAGCAAGAGCCAATCGTATAGGTAAAACCGTAGGTTCTATGATGAAAAAAGGGTTTCAATTTGAATCATCTGAAATAAAAGACTTACGGGATCAAGGCAACAGATTAAAGATCCAGATCGCAATCCTTGAGGAAGAGGAAAAAATATTTACTACATATCTGAGGGAACTTTTGCTTTCTTTACCCAATTTACCTGCAGATAGTTGTCCGGATGGTAAGAACGAATTAGATAATATAGAATGTAAACAATGGGGGATTCCACGGAATGAAGATAATCTCAAAAATCATTGGGAGATAGCAGAAGACCTAAAGTTAATTGATACTGAACGTTCAGCCCGTATTGCTCAAAGTCGTTTTATTACTCTTATAAATCAAGGGGCACGGTTAGAGCGAGCATTAATTAACTTCATGCTTGATTTTCATACGAAGAATGGCTATTCTGAATTATTACCTCCAGTATTAGTAAATACCACTACGTTGACTAGCTCTGGCCAATTACCTAAATTTGCAGAGGAAAGCTTTCGATGTATCAATGATGATCTATGGCTAATTCCTAGTGCTGAGGTTCCCATTACATCACTACATCGTGATGAGGTGCTTTTAGAAGAGAACTTGCCTTTAAAATATGTAGCCTATTCTCCCTGTTTTCGTCGTGAAGCTGGATCATATGGTCGAGATACGAGAGGTTTAATTCGACTCCACCAATTCGATAAGATAGAACTTTATTGGTTCAGTCATCCAGACCATTCTGAGGAAGCACACGAACAAATAACATCTGATGCAGAAGGAATACTTCAAGCTTTAGAATTACCATACCGTGTCATAGAGCTATGCACAGGAGATCTTGGGTTCTCTGCTACCAAGACATATGATCTTGAGGTATGGCTACCTGGAGCAAAAGCCTACCGAGAGATATCTAGTTCTAGCGTCTGTGGAGATTTCCAGGCACGACGTTCTGGAATTCGTATGAAGTCAAACAAAGATACTCAATTAGTCCATACCCTTAATGCTAGTGGACTAGCCGTAGGCCGTACAATGGCTGCATTACTTGAAGTTGGCCAAAAGGAGGATGGAAGTGTAGAACTACCAGATAGTCTAGTTCCATACTTTGGATCTAAGAAAATAGAGGCCACTTAATCGCAAAATACCTGAATAAGAAACAATACAGCATATATATTCATTAGCAACCGACTGGTGAGTAACCCATACACAATGGATTCACTCAAAAACGAATTTTGATGAGCGTTCTTTCAGTAATTATAATTTTGGCCGGGCTAATTACTGTGCATGAAGCAGGCCACTTTATTGCTGCGACTTTACAAAAGATACGCATTCAAGGATTTTCAATTGGTTTCGGCCCCGCGCTTTTAAAAAAACATCGATATGGAGTAAGTTTCGCGCTAAGGATTATACCTTTAGGGGGATTTGTCTCTTTTCCGGATATTAATAAAAGCAATTTCCTTACGGATAGTGACCCGGACCTGCTATGTAACCGTTCTATTTTACAGCGAGGACTTGTGATTATTGCAGGAGTCGTCGCGAATCTAATACTGGCATGGATAATTTTAATATCACAAGGTCTTTTAATTGGTCTCCCAACATCATCTAATTCGGGTGTACTGGTTACATCAGTACAACTTAATCAGCCAGGATATATAGCAGGCCTCCGATCAGGAGATGTAATTGTAAGTATTAGCGGACATGCTTTAAAACAAGGGGAGCAAGCGGTAAATGAGCTTGTTCAATATATAAGAAATGCTCCTGAAGAGACTATTGAAATTACCCGGAAACTTCATAACCAGTATGAAAAGTTATTACTGAGACCTATTAAGATAGAGGGCATTGGTCATGTTGGTGTTCAATTACAGGCAAATTTCAATACAGCTAGTCGTCCGGCGAAAAATCCTAAAGAGATATTAAAGTATGCTAGCAGCGAAGTACTAAGTATGTTACACAAGACGATATCATCATATAGCAGATTAATTACTAATTTTAAATCTACTGTATCTGATATATCAGGCCCAATAAGGATAGTTGAAGTCGGATCATTCATGATTAGACAGGGTGGAACTAGTATATTTACATTTACCTCGTTAATATCTATTAATTTAGCAGTTCTTAATGCTTTACCGTTACCACTTCTAGACGGAGGACAATTATTACTTTTATTAATTGAGAGTTTGCGAGGTCAACCTCTACCTAAAAAAATAGAAAATATTTTCATGCAAATAGGCATTATTGTGTTTACAGGGATCACGGTGGTCCTCTTCGTTCATGATACTCTTCAACTGAATATAATCAAAGAATTGCTTCGGTAAGATAATGTAGTCCAGGTAGAGATTTATTGTTTAATGCCAAGAGTTTCAATGGTCTGAGAAATACTTGTTTCGTTCAGTTTTGGATATATTCCTTTATCTATTTGGGAATGAATCAGCAGTTAGGCAATGTATTAAGCTTTATTATAAGATTTTAGGTATTAGAATAAGCTTTATGTTCTATGCTAAATCGAGTATACTGCCGCCGGCTACCTTTATGTTATTTCACTGGATTTACGATTTAATAAAATTCTAGATGAATTTTTACTGAATTAATTGAAGTTAAATTAACAAAAGCTCTTAATTAACTTTCTACCCAAAAGACCAATAAGATCAAATGTTCCAGACTCATTATTCTACATCTTAGCCCATCTGCAGAATGATTGGACTCGTGAAACTCTTCGTGTGGAAATCTAAAATTATCTCACCCTGTGAAGATGTAGAGTGATTTCTCCAAGTCCACTACAACTCAAGTACATGGCAAAAAAATCAATGATTGCGCGAGATGTAAAGCGTAAAAAAATGGTAGAGCGTTTTGCCGCTAAGCGTAGTGCATTAAAAACAGCATTTGCATCAGCGAATGACCCAATGGAGCGCTTAGAGATTCATCGCAAGATTCAAGCGCTACCGAGGAATAGTGCTCCTAATCGCATACGTAATCGTTGCTGGGCTACTGGAAAACCACGTGGAACTTATCGTGATTTTGGTCTTTGCCGGAATCAATTACGAGAACGAGCTCATAAAGGTGAGTTACCCGGTGTAATGAAATCTAGTTGGTAACTCAACACTAATTTTTCGGGTTATGGTTCTCATGACCAATACATTTAATTTTAATCTATAATCTGAATAAAAACAACCAAAAGTTTAGGAAGACTCTTTTTCTCATTGTGTCAAGTCAGATGCGAAGATGGATGTTGAAACAAAGGACATAAGCACAAGTGCAAGGTCAGACACAGTCAATCTCATTCGATGGTCGGGAGATAAGACTGACTACAGGGCGGTATGCCCCTCAAGCCAGTGGTTCAGTACTCGTTGAATGCGGTGATACTGCTGTATTAATTGCAGTCACTCGATCCAGTAGTCGTGAAGGCGTCGACTTTCTCCCACTTACGTGTGATTACGAAGAACGTCTCTATGCGGCAGGACGCATACCTGGTAGTTTCATGCGACGAGAAAATCGTCCTCCTGAACGGGCAATACTAACTGCACGCTTAATTGATCGGCCCATGAGGCCTTTATTTCCAAGTTGGATGCATGATGATATCCAAATTGTGGCAACCTGCCTCTCCCTTGATGAGCGTGTTCCACCTGACGTACTCGCTGTTACAGGTGCTTCATTTGCAACCTTGATAGCTAAAATTCCTTTTTATGGCCCTATGGCTACCGTAAGGGTAGGTCTTTTGGGAGATGATTTCATACTTAATCCAAGTTATCGAGAGATTGAGCGAAGTGATCTTGATTTAGTCGTAGCCGGTACCCCTGATGGGGTAGTGATGGTTGAGGCAGGTGCTAATCAGCTAGCAGAACAAGATGTTATTGAAGCAATTGATTTTGGCTATGAAGCCGTAGGAGAATTAATTAAAGCACAACAAAATATTCTTAAAGCTATCGGTATAGAATGTGTGCCTCCTGAGGAGCGTTCAGAAGACCCTACTGTCTTTAATTATCTTGAACAAGAGTGTAGTAGCTCAATCAGTGCGACCATAGCACGATTTGGAGGGATTAAAGATCAGCGTGATGCTCAATTAGATTTAATAAAAGCTCAGGTGAGTGAAAAAATTAATGATCTCAAAGACGAGGATAGCGTCCGTCTTGCTGTTAATAATAACAGCAAGATATTGGGTAACAGCTATAAAAATGTCGTTAAGAAGATAATGAGAAGTTTGATTACTGATACTGAGAAACGTGTCGATGGAAGATCTTTAGATGAGATACGATCTATTACCTCTGCAGTAGGAATATTACCTAAGCGAGTACATGGATCTAGCCTATTTCAAAGAGGCCTAACTCAAGTACTATCTACTGCAACATTGGGAACACCGAGTGATGCGCAGGAGATGGATGACCTAAATCCAACAACTGAGAAGACATACCTACATCACTATAATTTTCCACCTTACTCAGTGGGAGAAACACGGCCGATGCGCTCGCCTAGTCGTCGTGAAATTGGTCATGGTGTTCTTGCAGAGCGCGCAATTGGGCCAGTCTTACCGGACAAAGAAAATTTCCCTTACGTATTACGTGTGGTTTCAGAAGTTCTTAGTTCTAATGGCTCTACTTCGATGGCTGCAGTTTGCAGTGGGACATTAGCTCTGATGGATGCAGGGGTACCATTAAAGGCTCCTGTTAGTGGTGCGGCAATGGGGCTAATTAAAGAAGGTGACAAAATAAGTATCTTAACCGATATACAAGGTATTGAAGACTTTCTTGGAGATATGGATTTTAAAGTAGCCGGGACTGAGAAGGGAATTACTGCATTGCAAATGGATATGAAGATTACAGGATTAGAGATGAGTACCATTGCTCAAGCAATCAATAAGGCTCGTCCTGCACGAATTCATATCCTTGAGAAGATGCTCGAAGCTATCGATAAGCCACGAGAAATTCTTTCACCACATGCACCTAGATTACTTAGTTTCCGTATAGATTCAGAATTAATAGGAACTGTCATTGGACCTGGAGGAAGAACGATCAAGGGTATTACTGAGCGAACAAATACAAAAATCGATATAGAAGATGGCGGTATAGTGACCATCGCTAGTCATGATGGGGCGGCGGCAGAAGAGGCCCAACGGATTATTGAGGGGTTAACACGTAGGGTGACTGAGGGAGAAATATTCCAAGGTGCAGTAACTCGCATTATTCCAATTGGCGCATTCGTGGAAATTCTTCCTGGAAAAGAAGGAATGATTCACATCTCCCAACTCTCTGAAGCAAGAGTCGAGAAGGTCGATGATGTTGTCAAAGTAGGCGACCACGTAACTGTACGAGTAAGAGAGATTGATAACCGTGGTCGTATTAATCTAACCTTGCGTGGAGTTCCGCAGGATAATGTTCATCACTCCTCAGTTGTTGAGAAGCTAGGTAGTAACAGTTTTGAATTAGGTAAACGTTAGATACTTATAGTGAGGACCAAATTTAAAACTGGCCCTCACTATAAGTGTTTGAATTACTTCGTGAGAGTTATTCACTCTATTCTGTATTGGCTGAAAATTCATCTAATTGAGTATTATTCCAGTGGAGGACTATAAGCATTGTTTCACCATTTTCTACTTAAGCTTAAAGCCAGCTTCAAGATTTTATGATAGTTCAATATATATTGAAGATTTGGAAGACTATGGTATTACTTTCATGAAATGAGTGAGATTTACCTAGTATGAGCTAAAATTAGTATTATGTAAAAGTATTGTTTGCCCGCATTTCTAATAACGATAGATTACGATATTTAACGAAAACACAAATCCTTGAAATATCTTGCAACTTTCACTATTTCATGCAGGCACAATGTAAAAATATATACTAGACCTAGAAAAGATATGTTACGAAAAGAACCGAAATCAGGAGTCTTGTATCTTGTGGGTACACCAATTGGAAACTTAGAGGATCTTTCCCCTAGAGCTCGTATGATACTTCAGAGTGTTGATCGTATTGCATGTGAAGATACTCGTCACAGTGGTCAAATGCTATCTCATTTTGGTATTAAAGCAAGATTACTGAGTTTCCATCAACGCAATCAAGAGACTAGGATCCCTCAGCTTTTAGAGATAATGAATAATGGTGAAACGCTTGCCTTGATTAGTGATGCAGGGTTACCAGGGATTAGTGATCCTGGGGAAGAATTAGTTGCTGCAGCTATTATGGCAGGCTATCAGGTAACTTGTATTCCTGGACCTTGTGCCCTTACGACGGCTCTTATCACTAGTGGTTTGCCGACTCGGCGTTTTTGTTTTGAAGGTTTTCTACCATCGAAAGCCCATCCGAGGCGAGTGAGATTGAAAGAACTATCTAAAGAGAGCCGCACATTGATATTTTATGAAGCTCCACATAGGCTTATCAACCTTTTAGAAGATTTAGAATTAATTATGGGGGATAGGCCTTTGCAAGTGGCCCGTGAGCTTACAAAATATCATGAAGAGCAAATTGGAACTACTGTTCTTGAGGCTCTTGCTCATTTTCGTACTATTAAACCTCAGGGAGAATGTACGATTATTTTAGGTGGAGCATTTTCAAATATTCTGCAATATATTCCATGGGACTTAAATATACTTATTCAAGCGGTTAACGATGCTAAAACTAGGAACAATCTGAGTGTAAGTGAGGTTACTCGCACTGTCGCGAGATACATAAAGATACCGAGAAGACAATTGTACACCCTATATCACTGTGATATCTTTAATACCCTAATCTAATTATACCGCTGTCAATCATACAGTGTCTCTGTCCAGTACCATTGGCGTAGCTACAAGCGTTATAGTCTCGATTAATTAGAATCCCGCATCATTAGTCAAGAGAGTATAAAGTTCCATCCAATAAAATCCTCGTGATTCCACGAACCAATAGATAAGATGCAGTACGTCCTAGTAAACTTGGATCAGGTAATTTGATTACTCTTTGCGTACGTCCACATAACCGTTTAGCTTGACGAGGATCTCCGAATACTACTAAGACCTGTCGATCTCCATCGTCTTCTGAAAGATGTTTAAATTTAGAGAATTCTTTTAATGGTTTAGGTTCTAACTCCATGTTTTTATCTACTATTAAGTAAAGTGTACTTGGGAAAAGTGCTCCTACCAATGATCGAAGTATTAATGATTGCCCCTCTTGATGCATATGATCACAAGAGACAATGACATTACTATTCTCTATTGAGTCAGCATTCTCTGTAGCTGGATTGAGGCCTCGTTTATTTCTATAGCTGGACTTACCATTTTCCTTGAAATTTTCAGTATCGGGGATAGATAAAGCGTTTGCGAGAGTTTCTCGTTGAATTGTATCGTTTATTACTTTTGGATTTTTGTCATGAGATGCCTGGACAGATATATCCATTCTCTCTTCTCTCATGGTTAATTTTTTTGTCTGTTTTGGGCCTGAAAACATCCTATTAAATCCTACTCCTAAGGGATTCAAAACTAAATCAATTAACTGTTAAGTTGACGGTCTCATTTACCATCATTGAGTCATAGCCAGAGCTACCTAAAAGAAATTTCGTTATCATGCATTGGAAATAGTACGGTCTACTTTGTCGTTTTTGCCGTTATTGCATAGGGATTAGCATGGTATAGTGTCAACCACTTGAGTCGATAGTTTAAGGTGTTGGAGAAGTTCATCTGCCATAATCGGAGAGCAAGCTCCCTTAGCTCAGTTGGATAGAGCAGCTGCCTTCTAAGCAGCCGGTCGATGGTTCGAATCCGTCAGGGGGCGTTTCAAACCAGATATTCCCATCCTAACAGTCCCAGAGATATTGATGAACCTAGTTATTCGTTACCTAGACATAAGTCTCATTCTTTTAACTTAGTATTTATAAGTATATCTCTTGAATGCTAACCAATCTTTTAGCTATTTTGGTTAATTTAAGTAAATTCGTCTTAGTGAAGTAGAAGATGACTCAACTATAGGAATATGAGACAATGAAAAAAGTCTCCCTTACAAAGATGTACACTGATTGGACTGCTGTTATTTTGCTACTATTAACTGCCCTTCCTTTATTAGCAGTAGTGCTGACTACTGTTTTCTTTGTATCTCGGCAGAAAAAGAAGTAAACCTGGAAATAAATAACAATTTTCTTGCATAATTATTTAGACAAATTGAATATGTAGTGTGTATTCACAGCTAACCTCACAAAATCAATCCTAACCATTTGGGAACTTACAGAAAAATGGTTAGGATTGATTTTTTTACTTATACTATAAGGTTTCTAGTCAAAAAAATTAAGGTAGGTTATAGTGATATGAATTCTAGTTTACAGAGTTTGCTAGGAAAGTAACTCTACCTGTAATTCTTTCGGTCGTTATTGGCGAGTGGTTATTCAAAAAGGAACACACTTCCACACCTCAGATTCTCTTTGATAAAGAGAATCTGAGGTGTGGAAGTGTGTTCCGAGATACAAACATTAGCCTTGAACACGATCTTTGAACATTTTACCAGCAGTGAAAGTTGGTACATGTTTAGCAGGAATTTTGATCCTTTCACCAGTTTTGGGGTTCAAGCCCTGACGAGCAGATCTCTCTCTACGTTCGAAAGAGCCAAAACCGAGAATTGAGACTTTCTTCCCTTCTACAACAGAATCAATGATTGTTTCAATAGCTGCGTCAACGACTAAGGAAACATCTGTCTTGGTGAGCTCAGTGCGGGCAGCAACTAGGTTGACTAGATCGGCTTTGTTCATGGGAGGTGATTAAACTCAGGTAGCTATAATGGAAACGACGGCCTCTTGAGTAAAAAGCGCGTCACCATCATCGGTTAATTTGAAGTTCAACAAGCAGAATGACCTTGGAGAGGAGATGTATTCAGTAAATTGACAGTTACTATATTGTTATCCCTTGAGAGAGTGGGAGAAGACAGGGTTTTAATTGAGAGTGGAATACATAAATCTTACCTGATTCGAGAATTCTAAAAGGATTAAATCACACTAAACAACTATTTCTTCAAGATAGTTATCGTTAGTTAACATGATGGGTCTGACAGTGTTAAGATTTGTGAGAAAGTGGTATTGTTTTGACCATAGTTCATTGAACCATAAGCAACATAGGGTGATCTAGCCTAGCATGAGAATTCTCTTGTAAGAGATGCATGACTCGAAGTAGTGTTTAACCATGGTATTCGGACCGAAAGAGTTAACACTAGAGATGTTGAGTTCTGTACAACTAAGTCAATATAGCATTTTAGTAACTGTGAAAGTTAATGCTGTGGTGATTGTAAGCGGGCGGCGGGAATCGAACCCGCATCATCAGCTTGGAAGGCTGAGGTTTTACCACTAAACTACGCCCGCAGGAATTGCGTTAAGCAAGGATTTAAAAGTCTTGCTTAACACCATTAAAACACTTGAATCCAACTTTTACCACTGTTGCGAAAGGAAAAGTCAGGCAATCAAGAAAAATGATGAACAAAACATACCGTGGTTGAGGAATGTTATCTAGTGTGAAGTTACGGTAGGAAAGATGAGCTCAATGCTATAGAGAGTAATCTCAGAGATCAGTTAATCAGAGTTAATGACAGGTGTCATTCAGGTTTTTCGCTTTACTATATGCAAAAATTTGAAAAACAGTCTATACTGTAGCTGAATCCCTGAGTTTCAGCCTAAATTCATGAAGATTATGTTCCAAACCTTATAGTATGTAGTAAATTCTTGTAGTGGAACATATGAGACTGTATCCCTTCGTGAATTACCGTTCTGCTAAATGAAATCATTAATGATCAAATACCAATGAACAACTCAAGTAAAGGTGGAGTCGTCATTCTGCAATCCCACTTGGGTATCATTTTGGGAATTTTCGGTTTAGCATGCATACTGTTTGCCTTTGGTATGATATGGGATTATATACTCTGGATAGCCTTTCCTATTTTTACTTTCGGGATATTTCTTGGACTACAAAGTCAGCTACTAAAAATAGAGTTTACTGATTACTCTTTTGACGTATCTCGAGGGAACCATTTACTAAGACGATTCCCCTACGAGAACTGGCTACACTGGCGTTTATTTTGGCCAAGGCTACCTATATTGTTTTATTTCCGGGAAGAGAAAAGTATACACTTTCTGCCAATTATATTTGGCGTAAAAAAGCTTCGACAGGAATTAGATCAACGATTAACTCACGAGCACTATCCAAATGAAATCTAGCAATGGATAAAATATCTGAGCATTTACCTGAAAAGTTACATAACAACCATAATCAGAAGAGAGATCAGGCTGAAAATAAAGTAGCTCAATCTGAGTTGATATTAAAAGAAGAAAAAATTGACAACAATAAGGTGACGAATGACATTTTTGTTACTAGTAACTCTTTATTCAAACTAGCCCTCAATGAACTTCAAGAACGACGTGATCAATTACAGAGTGAAATTAAAGAATTAGAGGAACGTCGAGAACGTATTCACAATGAAATTACGAAAAACTCTCTTACTCAATCAGACGCAATAGCTAGGAAACTAAAAGGTTTTCAGACTTATCTCACAGGGGCTTTACAAGATTTAGCAGCATCAGCAGAACATATTGAGCTAGGTGCTCAAACATTGAAGATTCAACCATCTTCGTTAGATCAAAATATTCAATTAAGGATGCCTACCCAGACTGCTGCAGGAGCTTTTGCCGCTGAAGAAAATTTTCTTCGGCGACAATTAAGACAATTGGTTAATGAACCAATTATGCAGAATGATGCTTGGAAACTACATAGGCACTTAGATCAATCATCTCTATTGTTAGTGGAAGATTGGTTCTTCAATCAAGGTGGTCGAGGTGCTCAAGAAAGCTACGGTAGTCGTAGTCAGGATATCCTTGCAGCAGCTGCGATAGTATCAACTCTTGGGGAATTGTATGGAGATAGATTTCAAACACTAGTGTTGGCTGGCCGTCCTGAGCACTTGGGCGAGTGGCGTCGTGGACTACAAGATTGTTTAGGATTAACTCGTAAAGACTTCGGTCCAAATAATGGTATAATGTTGTTTGAAAGAGTTGATAGCTTAATTGAGCGTGCTGATAGACTAGAACAACAACGAGAACTACCATTCATTATAGTTGACGTCGCGGAAAAAAGAATTAATACATCTATTCTGAAATTTCCATTCATGTTAGTTTTTACTAACAGAAATAGTGAATTCTTCGAAGAGGATGAATTGTTATGATCTGTTTAACAGCAATCCTTATGGGTTATTTCTTGGGATCCTTCCCTACTGGATACTTGCTTGGTATATGGCTTGCGGGTATCGACTTGCGCTTACTTGGATCTGGATCTACTGGTGCAACTAACGTCCTGCGGCATATCGGTCTCAAAGCTTCTATAGTAGTTTTCCTTGTAGATGTTTTAAAAGGAGCTATATCTGTCCTTCTACCGCAGTTATTCTTCAGAAATGAAATACCAATAGACATGCAGGATTGGTGTGTAATCATGGCTGGCATAGCTGCTTTAATAGGTCATATCTGGCCTATTTGGCTGAAAGGTAAAGGTGGAAAAGCTGTTGCAACTAGTTTTGGTGTCTTGTTGGGACTAAAAGGATTTGTTGCTTTAGCTTGTCTGGGTATATTTTTAACTTGCTTTAGCATCAGTGGAACAGTCTCAATATCGAGTCTGTTGGCAGGATCTGCATTACCGATTTTAATATTAAGGCAATACGCAGTGAGTGACGATATTTTAAAACCATCCTATCTATCCCTATCTATATTAACAAGTACAGTAGTCATCTGGCGCCACCGAGATAATATTAGACGACTCATGACCGGGATAGAACCACAGATTAAGTTGAAAAACAATAAATCCTAATAGCTTTGGGCAAAATTCGTATTGATCACAATTATACTCAAGTAGTATTCCAGTGAAGAGTTATGAGCTGTGTTACTCTATATCTAATTAGTTTAATAGGGTTTGCTTTGTGGTTTCTATTCTCGCGCGATGTAGAGTAGAATTTAGACTACTTTCTATAGTCCCGACTTTATATGTGAACCATTGACTTGCGGTCATATTAACAGAAGGGGAAGTTTTACTCTTGTAACCTAGAGAAAATTTTTCTTGTGTTTCGGACCGATTACTTAGAGTGCAATTAATAGAATTAGGGGCAAAAAGGAAGATTTTTTCACTAACTTGTTCCTGCCATCCTTGAATAGCAAAGGTACCTCCTGCCATTAAATCCACGGCACGTTGCGCCTTGTCCATATCAAGAGTGGTAAGGTTGAGCATAATAGCCTTACGCTCCTGTAAGGTACGAATAGCAACGGAGATATCATCAAGTTGGGAAGGTTTTATAATAATCAGTTCTGCCGCGATTTCAGAAAGGCCTACCCCCTTTGAAGCTTGCTGATTTTCCTGGATATTAGCATTTAGGCTGTAATGAGGTTCATTTCTACTAATCTTGTTTTCGTAATCTATTACCGATCTTGAAGGGGGACTAAATGAAAATGAACTAGACTGACGCGAGTCATCGTAGTTCTTTCCACCTATGTCTTGATTAGTATAGTCTTCGGCTATAGGTATGGGCTTTATTACGTTCTTATGATCTAATTGATGGATAGACAGTGTAGAAGATTCGTCAGAGTTAGATAAATACTTATCATCTGAGTGGTGACTAAAGATGTCATCAGGGTTGAACTGATAATCATCTCCTGCTACGACGGAACGGAGACGTGTTAACAAAGAAGGATACACGTAAGTTCTTTTAGAATCACTCGATTAAAATATACTTTATGCTAATCAAATGCCATAGAAAATCTAGTGTTATTGCTCATTGAGAACATCTTACAATATTTTATTTGAGTATAATGTTACCGAATAAAGTAGAACCAACACGGACGTAATTACTACCCTCGACTACTGCCTCACGCCAATCATTACTCATCCCCATAGAACTTTTCTGAAGATCTAAGATCTGAATAAGCTTGCGGCAGTCAGCAAATAACTTTCTACGGTTTCTCAATGATGCTGCAAGAGGAACTATAATCATTAGTCCTATTAAATTTAAAGGTTTTAAAGAGGCTAATATATGCCAATCTTGCAATAACTCTTTAGATGTGAAACCAGCTTTATTGGGATCACTCGATAATTTAACCTGCAATAGTATATCTCGCTCACACTGCTCTTCTATTGCAACTCGTTGTAGTTCTGTAGCTAATAACAAATTGCTTACAGAATGAATAGTATTAAAATTGATTACTATTTTCCGGACTTTGTTTGATTGTATTCTGCCAATGAAGTGCCAATCAAGATTGATGAGGTCAACTAGTAATTCTTGCTTTGAAAGAGCTTCTTGAACTCGATTCTCTCCAAAACTTATTTGTCCTCTATTGCTAAGATGGCGTATTATTTCAGCAGAATTGTTTTTGCTTACTGCCAATACCTTGACAGTTGGGGGAATAGCATCTTTTATATAGCGTAATCTATTCTCGATAGAATCGCAAAGACCGGATGAAGAAAAAGACAATGATCTCTCAATAACACTCACTAAATTTTAATCTTTCATAATCATGGACTTAGGATAAGCCGAAGACTATAGTTAATAAACAAGAATGGTTATAGTCATGCATTATTAGAAAAGTACATGTCACATAATTATTTAAAACATACCGTACTTCCCCCTGATACATAAAACTACTACCATAAGAAATAAGCAAATTATGTTAATAATAGTGATAACTCTGATGTTTGGTTTGAAATATATAGGACTTAACCAATGACTACCTCTTGCAATAAGGGCTTCAGCCCCTTGCTCTGCTCGTAAAAGGATATTGATTAGCAGTCTTTCATTTATGGCCAAGATTAAATTAAGGCTTCCTTGGACCCCTAATTGTTTTGGATTAATTGCTCTAGTTGAAACGGAGCGAAGTAAGTTTTGGATTTCTTCTTCAACTAAGGGAATAAATCGTAATGCTAAAAGAAGCATAAATCCTAATTTCTCAGTTGGTACACCGATAATCCTCAATGGCATAAGAAACCAATTCAATGCCCATATAAGTTCTTCCGGGGGAGTCGATAATAAAAGTAAATTAGTGCTATGTAGTAAGGTAAAAAGAAAAGTTGTTGTATTAACTCCTAAACTAATCGAAAGCCTCGTCATGATTAAGGCATTTGGTACTAATAGGTGGTTATTAGGAGGATCCCAATCTGTAAGGCCCCATCGAATTAGGAGGAATTTTTCTGACAAAATATCTTTTTCTATGAAATAAGATTCGTAGGTAAGTTCGTTATATGGTCGTACAGAACCCGTGGGAGGTACCATTGTAGATGGCAATAGAGTTGTTAGGAGACCTGCCACTATCGCAGTAAGTAATAATGTAGAGACGCTATAATACCAAGAACGCCAGCGTAATCCACTAATAATCGTAATAATTAATAAAAACGCCATTAGGCTAATCCTCCATATGGGTCCAGCACTGATTGGACTGGTTAGGAATATGATTGTCCAGGCAAGTTTGAGCCTAGGATCCAGATACCGTATCCAAGAAGAGGAACCAACAATAAACTGACCAATTGGCAGTTGGCGCAACCAATCCATTCTTTTGACTCTTAATTTAGTGATTATTTAAGTAACTATGCTGGCGAGATAAGTCTCTTTCCGCGTCACGTTGTTGCTTACCACGCCAAAATATTTTCAATGGTGAACCTTCGAAACCTAATCCTTCGCGAATCTGACGTTCTATATAACGTCTGTAAGTCTCACCAAATAATTTTGGATCGTTTACAAAGAGAGTAAAGCTTGGAGGAGAAGTTGCAACTTGTGTCCCATAGTAAATACGACCTTGTCTACCACCTCGGTTACTAGGTGGTGACCGCCACCCTATAGCCTCTTTTAATACTTCATTTACTACGGAGGTTGTTACTCGTCGTCGGTACTGTTCTAAAACAATTTTTGCGATAGAGAACAAAGACTGTACGCGCTGTCCAGTTAAAGCCGAAATGAATATCATGGGAGCCCAGTCGAGAAAATATAGCTTGTTTCTAAAATCTTTTTCCATTGTAGCCATAGTATGGGAATCTTTCATAATGGCATCCCACTTATTAACAACAATAATACATGCACGTCCCTCATCTTCAATTCTTCCAGCTAAACGTTGGTCTTGTTCTGTCACACTATCAATAGCATCAACCACTAATAGGCATATATCACTACGTTCAATAGCCTTAAAAGTACGATTAATGCTAAATAATTCGGGTCCATAATCGACACTACGACGCCTACGTATACCTGCAGTATCTATCAATTGCCAGCGATGATTTTCTCTCTCTACATAAGTGTCGACGGTATCGCGAGTCGTGCCTCGAATGGGACTAACTATAGATCTATTCTCACCACAGATAGTGTTAAGAAGACTAGATTTACCTACATTTGGACGACCAATAATAGCTAATCGTATAGGCTGTTCATCTGAACTCGCAACTGCCTTTTCATTCGGGAAATAGCTGACAACCTTATCAAGTAAATCTCCTGTTCCAGCTCCATGAATCGCTGAAATAGGAAAAGGTTCTCCCAGTCCAAGGCTCCAAAATTCTGCAGCCATGGAAAGCCCCTGCTCTGGTGATTCACATTTATTAACAGCTAACAGTACAGGACATTTATGCCCTCTTAAAAATTCTGCGATACCTTCATCTGCAGCTGTAATGCCTTGTTGACCATCAACGACAACTATTGCCACTTGTGCTTCTTGGAGAGCAATATTAGCCTGATTACGTATCTCAGGGAAAAACTCGCTATCATCATTAAAGACTATACCACCTGTATCTATAACATTGAACTCACGATTGCACCAAAATCCTCGTTGGTATGTTCGATCTCTGGTTACTCCCGGTTGATCATGAATAATAGCTTCGCGACTCTGACAACAACGATTAGCTAAGGTAGATTTTCCAACGTTAGGACGACCAATGATGGCAACAGTCGAAAGTCCCAAAATGTTTTATCCTTGAATAATGAAAGCTCTGCTTAAGGTTACACAGCCATAAACACCCAGAGATGCAGTAAATGATGCTGAAATGATTTTACTTGCATATATAAAGGAATTCTTATGGTCTGATTGACTTAAGATTTGTAGAATTGGATCTAGAAATACTAATATTATCTTTATGTCAAGGGAACGGACCATCATCGTTTAAGATTTTCTACACGGCTCGGTAGCTCAGCTGGTTAGAGCGTGGGATTCATAACCCCGAGGTCGGGAGTTCAAGTCTCCCCCGAGCCATTACGTAAGACTTGTCAGGTATAAATTGATGCATAATATGCTATCATTGATTTTTCACTGGAGTTACCTACATGTACCTAATCTTGAACTTGCTTTGATATTACTTAATTATGACCACAAATAGGAAACATAAGAAAAAATTATTTAGTGTACTGGGAAGTATGTTTAAGAACTGTTAACAAGTATGTTCATTAACATCCTTGCTCAATGTCACTCATTACTTTAATTAATCTTCAGAATTGGGTCACAAAGATGCATATTCAGATACAAAGCATGATAATTTATGGAATGACAACTGGGCATCTAGTCTACTGGTTGATCTATTTGATAGATCAACCAGTAGACTAGATGTCGCCAATCTTCTAATTCTCTAATCTTTATGACTTTACGTGTTGGCCAGCAGGCACCAGATTTTACAGCTACTGCTGTAATCAATCAAGAGTTTGAAGAAGTTAAACTTTCTCAGTACCGCGGAAGGTACGTAATTTTATTTTTCTATCCACTTGATTTTACATTCGTTTGTCCAACGGAAATTACAGCATTCAGTGATCGTTATTCTGACTTTAGTCGTCTCAATACTGAAATTTTAGGTGTATCTGTCGATAGTCAATTTAGCCATCTTGCATGGATTCAAACTCCACGAAATGAAGGAGGAATAGGCGATATTAATTATCCGCTGGTGGCTGACTTAAAGAAAGAAATAGCCTCTGCTTATAATGTTTTGGATGTAGACGCAGGGATAGCGGTACGAGGCCTATTTATTATCGATCCTGCAGGTGTTGTTATGCATGCCACAGTTAATAATTTACCAGTAGGTCGTAACGTGGAGGAGACTCTTCGAGTATTACAAGCATTCCAATATGTTCAGGCGAATCCAGATGAAGTATGTCCAGCCAACTGGACACCTGGCCAAAAAACGATGAAGCCCGATCCAAAAGGAAGCAAAGAATTTTTCGCTGCTATACAATAATTTTTCCTCATTCAGGGTTTAATATGTTTTCGAGAGGGATATACCAATCCCTCTTTTTTTACATTCGTATATAGAAAGTGTCATCAATTTGATTGGTTACCTTAAAGAGCAATAATCACTTTATTTTTATCTAAGCCAAACTTAAAAGTAATCTTCGGCCATCGATACTACCCGTAATGGGATCACAAGCTCGTTCTGGATGTGGTATTAACCCGAGAATATTTCCTTTAGTATTGGTGATTCCAGCAATTCCTTTCATGGAGCCAGTCAAATTTTCAGTATACGTTAGAACTATTGACCCCTGATCTTTAAGCCGTTTATAATCGTCTTGATCACAGTAATAACGTCCTTTTTGATGTGCAATGGGTAAAGAAATCGTTTCTTCGGAAATATAATTCTTCATCCAAGATGATTGGGTATTCTGAACTCTTAATTCAGATGATTGACAGATAAAATGCAAGTTTTGATTCTGGACCAAACAGCCAGGCAAAAGGCGCATTCTAGTTAAGATTTGAAACCCATAGCATATACCTAATATCTTGCCACCTAATTGTGCGAAAGTGTTTATTCCTTGAAGTATTGGCATAGGCCTGGAAGTAATTTTGCAATCTAAATAATCACTGTAATTGAGTCCTCCAGAGAGAATAATAGCCGAAAGACCGTTAAGATTGCTTTCATTATACCAAACAAAGCGAGTAGCAATTCCTAAACATCCTTCAAGAGCCCAATGAACATCTTGGTCATAGTGAGAATTAGGAAAAACAACAATTCCAATTGTCATTTCTGATTTATAATAGTTATTGAGGTGGAGGCTTTTAGAATTCGATTACTAGGTTAACTAATAGTATTGTCCCTAAATAATTTCTAGTTCAACGCCTCTTTTACTTCCATTAATAGCCTCCTACTCAGAATATATAAATTGGCGAATCTATGATTAAACTACCCACTTTGCACAGTACCGAAAAGCGGGCACAAAGGAATATAGGGCGGGACAATAGTGCTCAAAACTGTAGATAAAAAGATGAAACTTAGATATGGATATTTTTCTTTTTAGGTTTGTGATCTTCCAAATAGACCTTCGTGAATAACAAGTACTAGTGTACATTGTCTCTAAAAATGACCTTTCGTTGGCTTTAAGAGAAATAAGGCAATTTTTAACATCTTAAACTTTCTTTTGTACTTACGCCACTAATTAAATTAATCCCACTTGCAACTTTACATAAAGATTTTTTTTGAGGCAAATCAAGAATTGCATCCGTAAAATCAGCACCTTCGATTAAGGTGTCCTTAAACCGACTTTGTAGAAGCATCCCATTACGAAAATTAGTTTGCCGTAGGTCCGCACCGTCAAAACGACTTGCAAAAGCTACAACATCCTCTAGGTTAGCTTTGCTAAGATTGCTATCATGAAGATCGGAGTTATTGAATACAGTTCCCCGAAGGTCAGATTCGCTGAAGTCAATACCATGTAAATCCGACTTCAAAAATTCTTGTTGTTGTAGTTGTTTTCCATGCATATCCGACGTAATATTTTGATATGATCGCTGTCCTCGAAGTTCTGGAGCTGTAATCGCTAAAACATCATCTGGTCGTGAGAAACCCATCATAAGTAACAAGAAAGCCCCTATGATGAAAGAAAAACTGTAAGATGAACGCATTTTACAAACAACATAGACACTCATTATATGGTAAGTATTACATACTGACATGTGACAAGCTTATCCATATAAATATAGTTTACTTTTCGTTAAGCTCTCTAAATAATTATACGGGATCCAATCATTGGATAAATATGGGGTAAATACGTATTGCCAATACGACGATATGGAAAACTCATTCTCGACAAGAGAAGAATTACTCTTCTATATACCAAAGACATTCGGCATTAAACTAAAAATGAGTTGTTTATGAACTATGTAAAGACGGCATTAACTTTCAGATGATTGTATTGTAATGGTGACTAGGTAATTCCATAGAAGTTTTACAATGATATTCAGTAAAATATTACGTAGATGCTTATCCACCACCATTCATGTTGCGTAAAGTCGCAACGGAAGAAGGCGAGACTCGATTCAGGTATCTAAAAATCCAATATTTAAAGATAGTAGCAAGGATCACAGGAAAAGTGGCGATAAAAAGCAGAATAAAGTTCTCTCGCGCCGGAAAACCAAAGTGATTAGCAATTCCATCTAATAAGACTGTCCACCCTTCAGGACTATGAAAACCTACAAATATATCAGTGAATAAAATAATAGCAAAAGCCTTAGCGCTATCACTAAGTCCATAGATTAATTCATCCAAAAAACCTCGTAAAACAGTTAGTTCTTCCCTTGAGGCAAAGCAAACTAGCACAAACGCTACAAGAGCAATCATATCAGCTAGCACATTTTTAATCGCTTGTGTACTCTCAATATCTGCTTCATCCTTCAGTTCTCCAGCTTTAGCGGCCAACGCTTGATGTAATTCTTCTAATGTTAGAACATTTTGACCTCGTAGTAAAGCATCAAACTCTATCTCTGCTTTATAAACTCTTAACTTCTCCACAGCTTCTTCTTCTAATTGAGGCTTTGTATAGCTTAAGAAAGGTACTTCTGGTGCAAAACGATCTACCATTGGAGTGATTAAGTAACTTCGACTGACTTGCTGTACAAGCAAAGGTACCAAGATAAGCAATAGCAATACCTTTAATGAGACAAGTGTTGAATCACGTCTGCGGCGGAATCCTGCGACCAAACTTGCTTCAGCCGCAGGATCAAGCTGACGACGTAACTGATCTACTACGCCAAGAAGGGACCGTGGTAACGGATCAGGCGCCTTGGACATTGTTGGAATAGCACGTCGTCTTTCATAACGTGATATAACCGTTTCTATAAATTGTAATTGACGTAGTCCTTGAATATCAAGTTGTACTCTCCTTGGCTCAACATGCTCTAAAGTTTCTCGGCAATTTGAAAGAGCCAGTCGAAATTTTCGAAGTAATTGGTTTTGTATCGTTCGTGGAAGAGATAATTCTAAATCAGGTCGGACTGGTCGATCTTTATAATACTCTAGTTCAATATTTTGGATAAATAATGCTGCTTCGTAACCACGCTCAAGACTCTTCCTTAAGTCAAAAGCATCAGCCCTCCGAAAAGTTCCCATCCAATTATATAAGCTCATAAGAATTATCGTGAAAACACCCACCAGGTTAGCATTGGAACTATTGTTCCAACCACTAATAGTGCTACAATCCAGGTAAAAGCATTACTAGCTGCTGTTTCTTCTTCCGTTGGAATATTACTTGTTGGCGCAATAAATTCATCTTGAATAGGCGCGCCAGGATCTTCATTTCCATTAAGAACCGCTTCCAAACGATCAATAGCCGATAAAGAGGCTTGTCTATAACGTTCGCCTTCACGTAGCGGAATTCCCATTGTTAATTTAGCGGTACTGTCTAATAAGTCATTAGTTAGAGGTTCTTCCAGTCCTTTATTCACAACAATTGCAGCATTGTTAGTTTGGGTTTCAAGCAAAATGAGTAGCAACCTTTCATTCTCACTGTTGGAGTCTGAAGTCCAATGCTCTATAAGAGAACGACCTAGCTGGTTAAGAGTTGTACCATAGTCTAACTGCTTGAGAGTTATTAATCTAGCATTGACACTACCTCCACCAAATGACTCTAAACGATGAGTCAATTCCGATGATGTTGAACGACTTAGGATATCGGCTGAATCTAGAATTAAATCTTTGGGTAACGATACCGAAAAATCTTGAATCCCCACAGCTAAGACTGTTGATACGTTTAGGATCCCTAAGACCAACATAGTCCCAGGTAAACTTAAGCGCTGTAAATGAGACATAGATCAAAAGTGTTTCAACAATGCACTAGTTTGCCTGTCCTAAGTCATTTGTCGCTGTATATAGTAATGATTAATCGGTAAGAACCAGTTTAAGTTTTAGATTATCTTTTAAGAGAATCGCTGTCTAATTTATAATTAGTAGTAAATGGAAAATTCAAAATTTATAAGATCATGGTTAAGTATAAAATGCAAAGAGTGCGAAGACATTGGCAATTCAGGAGTATCGAATAATTAATTTAAAGCGGGTTGTATTTAGACTCAGTATATGTTGACATCATGATCCCCTGTCAATATCAGCACGCTGTGACAGCGTTTAGGTAGTTAAATAATCAATTTTGGACGCTTCGTGGCCCCCGGTCGCCCGTGCGACATTTCTCTGCGGATTAATAGGTCTATCAACATCTATCTTGAATCAGTATTATTCAACCAGTATTACTCCTTCCTTAATACGGGCTTCTGTTTTAGCTAGCTTATTAGCCACTGGATTAATGCTAGTTGCAATACTCTGGACAAACCTTATTCCAAAGAGTCCTGGGCGAGTAATTGTAGGAGGCCGACAAGGTTTTACTTATTCAAGCAACTTGCCTTCGAGTGTAATAAGTGAACTAGGTTGGGGCTCTCAGATGATATTAACAGCAACTCCTGCAGCTACATTATTAATCTGGTGGGATGATCACTGTATTCTACGTCGAGGCCAATTAAATCAGGGCAACTTTATACCTGGACCAATCTGTCAGCGAGCCCGTGAGAAAAAAACTGCAATCTCCCTGGTAAACTTGGAATTATATCCAGGTCGTGATGAATTTGATAAGCTTTTAGAAGGGATTCCTTCTGTAATTGTTCAGCCACTTGGTACACGGGGATGGTTAATAATTGGCGGTTGGTCCATCCGATGTTTTAGTAAAAGTGATGAAATTTGGATTAAAGGTTGGGGTGAAAAAATCAGATTTTGTTTAGAATCATTAGTGGAATAATTTGTTAATTTACTGGGGTACGACTTTAGTCAATTCTGTATCTTTCAAACTTATCAGACGTCCTCACTTTTTTGTTTCTAATTCTAATCGAGCGATTACAGGCGTTGGTTCAGGTAACGGATTCCCCTCTACTAAGTTTCCCCACCGTAAATGCAAATCCCAGAGAGAATCATCTACACATACGTCGGCACCATCTAATGTTTTCTCTATACCCAGTTGTTTTTGTAAACGTACAGATAGCTCTGGCAGTATAGGTATCAAGAGGAAGGCTACAATCCGGGTGGTCTCTAGTACTGCGTACAAGTCTGAGGCAACTTCACTCTTTCTTTTTTCTTCTTTTATTTTAGACCAAGGTGCCTGATCATTTAGAAAAATATTAGCGTCAATTGCTAATTTTAATATAGTCTCTGAGGCACACCGAAAGTCTAACTTTTCCATAGCCTGTAAAGTTATCGATATAGCTGGAAGTGCGGCTTCTGCTAAGGGATGATTTACACTAATAGCCGTATCTGCAGGTGGTACTGAATTGGAAAACCATCTTCTTGCCATTGATAGTGTTCGATTTAATAAATTTCCAATAGTGTTTGCTAAATCGTTGTTGACTAAATCGTTAAACCTCTGTTGTTGAAAATCCCCATCTTCACCAAAAGGAATATCACGTAGTAAGTACCAACGAACAGGATCTCGCCCATATTGATCAAGTAAGGTCTCAGGATTCAGAATATTCCCCAGCGATTTTCCCATTTTTTGACCTTCTCGAGTCAAAAATCCGTGGCCAAAAACTTTGTGAGGAATTTCTAAACCAGCTGACATTAGCATTGCTGGCCAGTAAACTGCATGAAATCGAAGAATATCTTTGCCTATTATATGAATATTAGCTGGCCACCCACGTTTAATTATTATATCTAAATCTGGACGATCAGATGATCTTAGTAGAGCGGTCAAATAACCAATTAGAGCATCAAACCAAACATAAAAAGTATGCCCCTGATGACCAGGTACAGGGATTCCCCATGGTAGGTTAACCCTTGATATTGAGAAGTCGTGCAGTCCTTTATTAACAAAGTTTTCTATTTCTCGACGGCGGTTAATTGGGAATATAAAGTTAGGATTTCGAATCAATTCCTCAATTTGTTCTTGATAATGAGATAAACGGAAGAAGAGGTTTGGTTCATCACGCCATTCAAGATATTGCCTGTGTATAGAACATTGCGGTCGTTCTTCTTCCTCCGAATCTATTTTGTCATCTTTGAATTCCTCGCAAGCTACACAGTACCAACCCTGTTGTTGACCTTCAATAATATCTCCAGCGGCTTCGACTCGGCGGAAAAATTGTTCAACTATAATCTTATGACGGGGATCCGTTGTACGGATAAATCGGTCATTACTTATCTGCCAACGGCTCCACAGATGACGATATTCTTCACTGATACGATTGCAGTTCTCTTGTGCACTCACGTGCGCAGCTTCAGCTGTTCGTTGAATTTTCTGTCCATGTTCATCACATCCAGTTACAAACATTACCGATCGACCTCTAAGTCGCTGATACCTAGCCAAGGCATCAGAGGCTAGCGTCGTATAAGCACTTCCTAGGTGAGGGCGATCATTTACATAGTAAAGAGGGGTCGTTATGGTATAATTCATTCGCGGAATTGGGCTATAAGACTACTATTCATGGATAATGAATGTCTTAAAACTAAAGTCTAGCAATTCTTCAGAGCGATACTTGAACTTCTTATTCTAAATATCAGAGAAATAGTATCAGGTTTTATCTATTTTAACTTAGTCTATAAATCCCGGGGAATTATATAATATCGGTCATCGTTACTTATGGTCCTTAAGCGGCGATAGCTCGTAGAGAGAGAAATCCCATTGAGCTATCGACGGATTCGACAATTAATACAAGGCGATCACCAGGTTCACTATTTTGAGGGGATGTTACGACCAATTCTAGAGAAAGGGAGTCTATATAGATAAGAGCTAGTTGATCATGCTCTCTTAACCAGCGTAGAAATTGTGCTGGCCACTGTTTGCATCGATGTTTCTCAAACCATACTTGTTGCCAATGCTTTTGATCTTCACGAGCTATTTGAGTAGCTTGCTTAAGTACCGGCTCAAGAGAATCAGTCAACTCTGCAAGTTCGGATTCTGTGAGAGTTTGTTTGCCGGATTGCCAACTTAATAATTGGCGTTGTAAGATTAAATCACTATAGCGTCTAATGGGAGATGTAGCTTGTGCATAACCAGAGAGACCTAGGCTAAAGTGAGGTGTTGGTTTAGTACCTATCGTTCCACGACTAAGGCAACGTTTAATAGCTGCATGTCGCACGGGCCCTTCGGGTAGAACTTTCAACTCTGCTAAAAGCGGTAACTCAGCGGATTGTTGTCCGCGATAGGGAAGAGGTAAGTTTTCCCGTTTGCCTATTTCTGCGAAAGTCGCGCCCATAAGAATCATTGCCTCAGCCACCATTTGACGAGCAGGACTAGTTTCTATTATTTCAATACCAATAGTTTCGCTATCTTGACAAAACCTACCTTCAGTCTGTTCTAACTCAAGTGCTCCTTGACGTTGACGCCAACCTCTTCTGAGACTCATTAAACGAGAGAGGTGAGTAAGATCTTGATCTCCTATCGGTCCGAGATCTATTAATTCATCTCCATCCTCATAAGTTAGTCGATATGTTAAAGAGATCCAACTACGATGAAAGATTACTTCGTTCAACCCCCCGCTTTCATCGAGATGAATGGCTGCACTTAATGCAGCACAACGTTCACCTTGTCTTAAGCTTAAAGCACCTCCAGCTAATTCAACAGGGAACATAGGTAATGTTCCGGAAGCTAGATAAATACTAGTTGCCCGTCTTCTAGCTTCTAAATCTAAATTACTACCGGCAGTAATTAAACGATCCGGATCAGCAATATGAACCCAGATCCACTCTCTTCCATCTTCATCTTTTTCATAGGAAAGAGCATCGTCAAGCTCTTGTGTACCAGGCTCATCAAGAGTAAAACATCGTAATCTTGTCAAATTCACTCGTTCTGTATCACTAGCCTGAGTCTCGTTAGCTGATCCAGATAATTGATGTGCATTATCTATTTGATCCTGAGTGAAACCATTACTCCATGGACTAGATTGTAAACAAAGTAACTCATAGTGAACCCAATGGGAATAATCAACTGATAAGTGTGAAACCAAAATATCCTCAAGAGAGTACCGAGATTGTAGAAATCTCTGGTTTAACTTTGTGATGAAGCTTATCAAAGGGAATTTTTAGTCTGACACAACCATCATGCAACATGAGCAGAACAACAATATCTACAAGTTCAAAATTAGTTGAACTGAGACCTTTACTAACAATCCGAAGAGTTAATTAAAAAACATTCCTAGTCTAGAATTGTAAAACTTCTGTAAAAGCACAAAAGAGAGTTAACTCTTATCATAAGTAATAGTACAAGGTCAAAGGATTTATAAGCTTGAATGTATTAATTATGATCTACTTCATCAATAGAAGTTAATCGAAGTAGAATATACCGACCTTAAATATAATGAGAGTATCACGCTGTAAATCTGCAATTTAAGGTTACCCCTCAGGATTAACAAAAGGCAAAAGGGCTACAATGCGTGCTCTTTTCACTGCATTCGTAAGATCCCGTTGTTGTTTAGCTGTAAGACCTGTTAGGCGACGAGGAAGAATTTTTCCTCTTTCCGTAATAAATTTCTTTAGTAAATCTACATCTTTGTAATCGATTGGGTCACCAGGCTTGATTGGTGATAAACGCTTTTTGAAAAAAGAACTAGACATCGAAAGATAAAAAGTTTGTTGAATTTAGGTGCAAGAGGTATCAGATTTACTTAATTTCTTTATGATTAGTGGACTTATTGCAGTGAGGACAAAACTTTTTAATTTCAAGCCGCTCGGTGGTATTCCGACGATTCTTCTCAGTAGTGTAACGAGACACACCAGGAGAACGCTTAGCGGAGTTGGACCGACATTCAGTGCACTCAAGAGTGATCACGAGTCGGACGCCCTTGTTCTTAGCCATGTAAGGACGTTGCGCCGCGTATGCGAAGCAAAAAAACAGTCTATAACTGTAGCTCCTTGGCCTCCGTGATATCCCGCATTAATATAACTGACAATTGAGGAGACGTCTGCCTAAGATCCCGCCACATTTGCTAAAAGTTTCTATGCGGGTCTCACTTCAATGGCTGAAGGAGCTCGTGGATTGCGACCAGTCTGTCCCTGACATTAGTCAGCAGCTCTGCCTTGCGGGTTTCGAGGTAGACGCTATTGAGGACTTAACGACACTGACTCAGAATACCGTTGTAGGTTTTGTCCTCCAACAGAGGCCACACCCAGCTATAGATAAATTGAATATTTGTTGGGTCGATATCGGTCAAGATATCCCTGTACAGATAGTTTGTGGTGCGCCCAATATAAAAGAGGGTATACACGTACCTGTTGCCAAAATTGGCGCGAAACTACCAGGTGTGGAATCTACTGTTGTTAGCAGTCAACTGCGTGGAATTATTAGTAATGGAATGATATGTTCATTAAAAGAATTGGGCCGGAGATTTGAAAGTACTCATGGGGTTGCTATTTTAGAAGAGTTGATCAATCCTATTCCCACACCTGGTACTCCCATCGGACTAGCTTTGGGTATGGATGATATTATCTTGGAGCTCGCTATAACAGCAAATCGACCAGATAGTCTCTCAATAGTTGGGATTGCTCGTGAATTAGCAGCCTTAACGGGTTCAGAATTACGTTTACCCATTAAAACATCCTTAAATAAAATACAGAACCTACAATCGACACAAGAAGTAAAGGAAATGATAAATCGTGGTGGAATTTACACTATTACAGAAATTAAGGAACTAAAAGTAAGTGATTCGCCATCATGGATGCAGCGTCGCCTCGAGAGTGCGGGGATTCAACCGGTAAACAATATCACCGACATTCTTAATTATGTAATGCTCGAACAAGGTCAACCTATGTTCGCGTTTGATAAAGATATACTTGAGAGTATAAGTGAGAATGATTTACGTCCCTCGTCTCTAGGATTGCGACGAGCTCTCAAAGGTGAATCCTTTAGTCACTCGGACCAAAAGGAAACAATACAACTTTCCTCAGATTGTCTTGTTGTGACCTATAGGGACCAGCCTATTGCACTTGCTGGGGTTACGGAGTCAGCGTTTACAATGGTAATCAATACAACAAGTTCCATTTGGTTAGAAGCTGCGGTTTATGCTCCACAAGATATTAGGGTCAACTCCCGGCAGACAGGATTAAGAACTGATTCCAGTAGTAGATTTGAAAAAGGTGTGATTCCTGACTTAACCTTGGAAGCTGTTGGACGTGCTGTTAGGTTACTAGAAGAATTTGCTGGGGGTGTGACAGGTTATACGTGGAGTTCCCAATATATTCCTTTATCAGAGACTCCTATTTTCCTAAGGAATAGCAGTCTGCAGAGACTCTTAGGTCCAGTCCATTTTAAGGAAAACGGAACCATAGCATGTTTAAGTAAAGAATGTATCGACAAGATACTTCTTGCTCTTGATTGTCAGTTTGAAAAAATGAATGATGGCTGGAATGTTGCAATACCTCCTACTCGTCAATTCTCTTTACAAAGAGAAATAGACTTGATTGAAGAGATAGCACGTTTAATCGGATTTGATAATTTTACATCTCATTTACCAGATCCAATTGGTCCCGGGGGTCTCTCTAGCCATCAACAAGTAGAGCGCAAAATTCGTTCTTTGTTGATAAATGCCGGTTTACAAGAAATGGTTAGTTTATCTCTAGTAGCATCAAGCAATAGTGATGAGACTATTAACTCTCAAGAGCGTATTCCTCTAGCCAACCCATTACTAGCGGAGACTAGCCACCTTCGTGAAAGTCTTTGGCCAGAACATATTAAGGCTGCACGGCGGAACTTACAAGCTTCTCAACCTGGTTACTGGGCATTTGAGATAGGTCATGTTTTTCGATTAGCGGATGATAAAAGTATTCCTGAACAGTTAGAAATTTTATCTGGAATTATTTCTGGAGAGCAAAGACCTCGAACCTGGAATAAAGATGGAAGAATGAGTAATTTAGGTTTTTATGAGGCCTTTAGTATTATAAATTACATATTTGAAGCACTCAAAATTACAATTATCGCCCTTCCAATTGCCAAACATCCACTCCTTCATCCCGGCCGAGGAGCCGAGATATTAATAGATCAATATCCAATCGGATGGTTTGGACAAATTCATCCACAATTGGCAGACCAAAATAATTTGCCTGAAAGTTCATATTTATTTGAGGTGAGACTCGAAGAAGTGCTGTCAGTAGCGGTTGAAGAAACTAAATTGAGGCCCTTCTTTAAAGCCTTTAGTACAGCTCCCGCGTCTGATAGAGATTTATCAATGATCGTACCTTCAAACTTACCTTCAGGCGATTTACTTCAAGCAATCTTGCAAGCAAAGATCCCACTATTAGAGAATGCTCAACTGATCGATCGATTTGATAGTGAACAAATGGGAGAAGGCAAATGTAGCCTTACTTTTCGCCTTCGCTATCGTGGAACCAGAGAAACTCTTACTGATAAAGATGTCAATATAGCCCATCAGGCATTGACACTTGATCTTCTTAAACAGTTCCCTATAGTTCTAAGAGTTTAACTATGTTGAACTCAGTATGGCCAAACATTCCACGTGAGTAGTTTGTGGAAAGAAATCAATGGGTTGGATAAAATTTAATTTCATTTGCGTGTCTGATGTTAATAATCTTAAGTCGCGAGCAAGCGTAGAAGGATTACAACTGAGATAAGCTATCTTCAGTGATGGAATACCCATAACTTGTTTCAAAGTAGAAGGCTGAAGACCTTTTCGCGGCGGATCAAGAATTAATGCATCGCAACCAGGCAAGTTTATTGATAGACCTTGTGATACATCCATATGCTTGAACCTTGCGGATGCAATTGAGTTGAGCTGAGCATTCAGTTGTGCATGGATCACCGAGCGTTGTTGAAGTTCAAGGCCAAGCACTTGAGCACCAGCGGCTGCAAGTGGAAGACTAAGAGTTCCTATTCCACAGTAAGCATCAAGTATTTTTGAACCTTTGGAGGCATTTAGGGTAGATGTTAGTAAGTTGACTATTCGCTCAGCCTGGATGGTATTGACTTGAAAAAAGGTCTCTGGTGTAATGTATAAATTCAGATTGCAAAAGTGTTCTATTATCCAAGGCCTTCCCGCAATAATTCTTGTATTTTTTCCTATGATGATATTATTCGGATTTGGTTGTATATTTAAGCAAACTCCAACAACCTCAGGCCAACGCTGCATCCAATGTTGAGCAAGATTACTAATTCCTACAAGTTCACTCTTGCTAGCAATTAATGTAATTAAGATTTCCCCTGTTTTTACTCCAACCTTTATACATAAATGTCTTAGGCCACTATTGTTGAGACCGTGAGTATAGATAGGCCAAGAACTTGCTTCCAAATCAGCTTTTATAGGTTCTATTAAGTTATCAATTCTAGGATCAAGTAATGGGCATTGATTCATATCCACAATATTATGACTTGAAAACTGATAGAAACCTGCTCTTAAACATCCATTACATGAACGCTCAAGCGGAACTAATGCCTTATTCCTATACTGAAACAGATCCTCAGTAGTTATCATTGGAAGTAAAGTAGTATTTAATTTTCCAACTCGTCTCATGACCTCCGTTACATGATGCTGTTTCCATGAAACCTGACCAGTTCCAGTTATTGATTGGATAGCACAACCGCCGCAGTCTCTTGAAAGAACACAGATAGGTTTTTGTCTAAGATTCGATTGGTGAAGAGACTGAAGTGCGATAGCAATGCACGCCTCTGCATTTGAGTGTGTAATCCTTACAATTCCAACCTCCCCAGGCAGTAGACCAGGTACGAATATTACTTTTTTGTGCCAACGAGCTATACCAATCCCTTGTAACGTTAGGTCAAACACTGAGACCTCTAAGTAATCACCAACTTTTGGAATCATATTCAGGTTAATAAAGAGCGGAATGGTGAAGTCTTATTCTTATTAACATTATAAAACTTATGAGTTGCAAAGGGGCGTTACGCTTAATGCCTACATAACGAAATCCTGTCCTTATTGGTCCTAGACTAAATAAGAACAAGGTGTCCTCAATGAGCGTCGTTCGAGATCTGATTCTTCAGGCGGATGATGACCTACGCTACCTTAATAGTGGCGAGTTACGCTCGATAGTCGAGTTTCTTTCAGGTGGAAAATTACGACTACAAATAGTTCGTATTCTGTCAGACAGTGAAAAGAAAATTGTTGATGAGGCGGCTCGTCAACTTTTTGCTAGTAAACCAGAGTATGTATCTCCAGGTGGTAATGCGTATGGTCAGAAACAAAGAGCACAATGTCTACGAGATTTTAGCTGGTATCTAAGGTTGGTCACCTATGGTATTTTGGCGGGTAGTACAGAGATGATACAACAGATTGGTCTTGTTGGAGCACGTGAAATGTACAATAGCCTTGGGGTTCCCATGCAAGGCATGGTCGAATCTATCCGTACCCTTAAAGGAGCGTCTTTAGACCTTCTTAGCCCCGACGAAGCAAGGATAGCAAGTTCCTATTTTGACTTCCTAATCCAGGGTATGCAAACTCCTTGCTGATTTGTTTCCCATGGATTAAAGTAGCAATGCTATTTTATAACTTATTCTCAGCCATTGTTCATATCATTTGTTCTAATGTGATCACTCAATATGATTTCCTTGGCTAGCTGTAATCACTGAACTTGTATGTAATTAAACTAAGATGAGTTTTTAATCCTAGTTAATGAATGTGAGCTAGCTATGTGGTTACAATTGTCGATACCGTAATTAGCGGATATTGTGCGAAACATTATTTACATATTGCCAGGTGGTGTGGACCTAATGGCAGGTGGTATACTAAATCCTGATAAGATTATTAAATCAGGATATCGTGTAAGGCATGTGTACCACTTTAAGACTTTATATAAAATTCAAATCACGATAATCAGACATATACAACATTACTACCACAGTCGACATTAAAACCAGTCTCCGATGTCAAGCACTACTTATATCTGTTCTCTAACTATAATTGCCTTCGTTAAACATCATATACTCTATAAGGGAAACTCATGCACAATCTAGAATTGTGATTACTTATTCCTGCTGAATATTGATCTTTTTTCTAACTGACTATATATGTTGAATCCTATAGATACTCAATAAGCTATGTATGACATTTTGGATACACATGCTACTTATTTATATAAACAAGATTTAATTTTCAAAAACTAAATTCGGGACTCTACAAGTATTAATCTAATGGATCTAAGCGGATACGAGTTACCCAATGTTCATAAGACGGATCTCGCCCTTCTGTTATAGCCGTTAACCTCTCTTTTAATTGTGACATAATCGGGCGTTCCGTTCTAAGAGTTGTCGATTCAACACGACGAACGGGTGTAATCTTAGCAGCTGTACCTGTGAGAAAGACTTCGTCTGCAATAAAGAGCTCAGTTTTATCTATCGGTCGTTCTACAATTGTTAATCCCATTGATTTAGCTAATTCAATGACACTAGATCGTGTGATCCCCTCTAATATGTCTTGATCAACACCCGGAGTAATCAATACATTATCACGGACCAAGAATAAATTCATTCCACTAGCTTCGCTTAGTTTACCTCTACTATTCATTAGAAGAGCTTCATCAAAACCACTTTTAACTGCTTCAGTCTTAGCTAAAGAACTAGTTATATATGCGCCACTAATCTTACCGCGCAGAGGCAATGACCTATCTTCTTGACGTGTCCAGCTGCTAATACGACAGTTAACACCATCTGGAGAAAGATAATCACCAAGTTCAACACCGTAAATAAGAAAGTCTGTCTCAATATCATGGAGGCGTGGAGCAATTCCTAAATCACTAGTATAAAGGAAGGGACGTAAATATGCAGGCGAACTAGGACGATTAGCTTTTAGGAAAGCAACTATAGCATTGAATATAGTAATTTCAGATAAATCAGTCAAAAGTAGACGTGCACTTTGACTAAGACGACGTACATGTCGATCAGCGCGGAAAAGAAGGATTTCATTAGGATCAGTAGGATTAGGCAAGGCCCTCATTCCACCGAAGGCTCCCGTTCCATAGTGCAATGCATGAGTAGCTACAGAGATAGTCGATTCATGGAACGGGACGCAACAACCACCGAACCAGGCATAGGGAAGGAACTGATGCATGGCGGCCAGGGGTAGAGCAAGCGATCATTATCGATCTTCTCATCGTACCGAGCTGTGATGGCTAATATATTGGTACTTTAGCACATATTAAATATCGCTTGTTTTCATTGAGTGAATCCATGAATAGCTTCTTAGATTTGTAAATTATATATAAATTCGATCTACCAGACAAATATGTTCACATATGCATTTCATGATATTTTCGTTCTTATTGTGCTTGCAAGAGCTAGAGTTTAAACTCATTTATACAGAGAAATCAAACGTCAGGTTCCATTAATTACTGTTTACAGTGAATAATGCAGCTAAACTTATAATTACTACATTAGTAAGCTTAGTATGAGCTATCTATTTAAGTCCTTTGCCATGTTTCTGAAAGGATCAGTAGAACCAGGCTTAGCAGTTGATAGTGAACTACCTATATCGCTAGATGTCTGCTTCTGAGTTTGTTCACCTTTACGAGGCACGGGTGGAGTACTAAGAGGTGCATTAACAGCTACGGCTCCTGCGGTAGTTCGTTTCTGCATAAATTCCAGACTACCCATTTTCTCAGCAAAAGTTTTCTTAGGTGGATTTGGAACTCCTTGGTTTAGCTTGATATTATCCGTAGCACGATCCGCACCACCTAAACCTTCAGAAACAACCTTGACGTCAGAAGTCATAGAAGCTACTTCCTTTATAAATTCCTTATTACCTGGATTATCTTTATTACCTGGAAACGTATGACGAATTTGATTTGACCGACGCATAAATTGTAGGTTACCTAATCCTGCGGAGCTATCAGAGTCTAAGAAAAATGCCTCGCTTTCTTGTTGAGACTTCTTACCTGATTCTTCAAAAGGTTTTGTTGCTGAGCCTTCGTTACCAAACAGACGATTAAATAAACCCATTTGATTCTTAGACGATGCTATTTTCAACATTAGCGGTTATGTTGTGTTAGAAGATGTATCTCTGTACCGCAACTACGCAAAAATCTACATTTATGAGATCTTAGAGCCTACATTAACTTAACTTTTGCGCCATGCTATCCTGTTTGACTGACTCGGTTATGTTGTTTGCGAAGTACTAAGACAAGGATGTTCAAGATAGCTAATATCAATTCTCGAGCCGGTATTTACTGTAAAAGTACCGCACTACGACAAGACTGTATCTGTATATTTCATTATTTGATCAGATTCCTATTCAGTTATCAATTGTTTTTCTTCTTTGATACGACGTGAACGTGCATATAATTGTATAGACAAAGCCATAAAGATTATCAAAAGTATCACGAGCCAAGTGGCAATACCTGTAGGAAAGCTAGACTTAAAAACGACAAGCATTACTATTACGAGAAGCAAGAGTGTCGGTAACTCATTTAATGCTCTTAGTTGTTTCCCCGACCAGTAGCAGTTCCCTGTTTTCAATTGTCCCATAATGCGATAGCAAAATAAATGATAGGATAATAGGAATAGAACCAAACTAATTTTTGCTTGCATCCATGGCTGAGTAAGCCATACAGGTTCAACTAACAATAATCCTGTTGCCATTACTATGGTAACAAGCATTCCAGGTGTCGTGATGATATTCATTAGACGTTCTTCCATTAAGGCATATTGTTTATGAAACATTTTGCGTAGGATAGGATCCATATTAGTAGTTTCCGCATGATAAATAAATAAGCGGACTAAGTAGAAAAGACCTGCGAACCAAACGACTACGCCAACAATATGCAAGGTTTTAAACCACAAGTAAAGCTCAGGACCAATAGCAATCACAGTGTGAGAAGTTTTAATTCACAGCTTCTAACGATAGTGCGACATATCTAACTTTTAGCTTGACTTGTGATGAAAATTCTATCTACTATAGTCTATCTAAGTTATTATTCTCCCTGCTCTATTCTTATTAAGAATACCGATACGACAAGCTTGACTAATTGAGATCATTAACTGGTCGTTAGTATTTAATACTTGGATGGTTGTTAAATGAGATTATATTAAAATATATACACTCTAAGAAATGATAGTATAATACTCGAGTATTACATACGATTGTTATATTAGTTTTATAAAAATATCAACCTAGCGATGCATCGCGACTGCGCTGATGGGCCTACTTAAGCTCATCAACATTCTTTCAATGTATGTACAGGATGGCAGGAGTCGAACTTGGTATCTGGCAGCAATTAAATCAACTCGAACAGCTAATAATTAATAGTCCTCGACTACCATTCAGCGATATTCGACTAGTCAATGAAGGAAAAATAATAAATCTTCTAAACACTATTCGAGATAACTTGCCAGTAGAGTTGGCTGAAGCTACTCAGTTAATAAAACAAAAAAACATTTTCATTACACAAGTCCAATCTCAAGCCAAGTTGCTCATTCAAAAAGCCTGCCAGGAACGCTACCAACTTATAAAAACCAGCTCGGTATTAAGAGAAACTGAACTGGAATTAGCAAAACTTAGAGAAAGAACACATGAACAATGCGAGAAATTATTACAGTCAACGAGGAGCAAGGTTCTTGAAAGCCGACGAGAATATGAAATGGTTACTGCTTATATTTATTACATATATTCAATTCGCTATAGTGAATTAGATGATAGATATAATAAGTTGCGGCACAGACTATACCAAAGTTATAATTATTCTCGTGAACAATGTCTAGGAGAATTAGAGAAAATACGTAACATAGGAGCTCGTCTTCAAAAGAATAGTCAAATTGAATTGGAACGTCTGCATGATGGAGTCCTTCGATTTAGGCAGAAAAACCAATTTCAATGTGAGGCTTTGGTTAATCAACTGCGCAGAGATGCAATTCTGATTAATGAAGAGGTAACTAATTACACAGAAAAAGCTCTCGATGAGCTCGAAATTCGAATCAAAGAGATGAATAAGACAATATTGGTAGGACGCTCTGAAATTCTTAAACTTCGAAATAATGAATCATCAATAGTGAAGGACGAAGGCCCGGGTTATGGGTATTTTCAGTCTAAGTCTAACCGAGATCAATCTAAATGGAGTTTGAAAAATCTTTGGCGGAGTTAATGGTAGTGAGTGTGGAATATTTTTATTCTGTCTTCTATTGATTATCGATTGTATTATTCTTTCATATATTAGACTATTAGGTCTTATCGCACATTCTATTTACTCATCTTACTCCAAGTTAGTGGGAGGTTTTCTAAACATTATTGACTAAACATTGAGTAAGAGCTTCGCTATCTAAACTGAGAGGTCCGCCTCTATAGTATTTACCTCTCCGGCCGAAAATAACAACCCATAAGGCAAGTAATTTAAATTCTTCGTCGTCTTTATTCTCCTCCAAAAGTTTGTTGAAATCGGCAGAAGTATCAAAATTATACCTCCTGCCACTCATCGCTATTTCTACCCTTTCATAACCTTCTTTTGTTCTAATATCCAATGCCACAACATGCTCTTTTTGAAACTTATTATGACTAAAGAGGTCCAAAGCACTACCTAACTTCGATCTACATGTACATTTACCCAATCTGAATCTCAAACGCTTATGGGATGGCTTAAAAAGCTTCCCCGTTAAACTAAATTTTAGTTTACCTGATAAGTACTTACTAGGTGGAAAAGCTGTCCTCGTAATATAAGACGCCAGACATAGTACAGCTAACCCTGAGATAATCCGAAAATTTTGTCGCATGGTAGGGTTATTCGGACAGCCCCTACATTATGAGCGTTATCAAAATCAAATCCGTTTAATATTGAAAAAGTCATGCTTCTTTATGATTAGGTGTCTTAATCAGAATGCCATTTAGATTAGAATTCGATTGACTTGAAAATTTCGCTTTCCAGATTCTATCAAAATACCCGTTTCTCAATTTTATTTTTTAGATACCATGCCGCATACTGCCATTAGAGCTTCTTTCTTGAGAATAAAATGAACTTTAGGCTTAATCTTTATCTCATCCTTTCCGTTACTTAGCCCTATAATACTATGGCTGATCACGAGTAATGTTAACTCGCTTGTCATGTTAACAATATCATTGAACTTGACATTTCCATAAGGTTGATTTCGGATTATACTTTCAGTTTTAAAAGCAAGACTAGTTTGAATTGTTATCATAACATTATATACTCTGTAAAATACTTTAGGAATTAATTGCTATGTTGTACTTATCATCTTTGCGATAGCATGGTGAAGTGTAGGTATTCGTAGAAATCCAGGTCCATCAGTCAAGAATATTGTAGACAACCTTAAGTTGATCTAACTCCAATATTGATTATTGAAAGCTATTTATGAAAAATAAAGTTAGTGTATTGACAAGGTTAAAAGCTTCCAGGTCCTACATACTGCCGGGGTAATCATTTACCCAAAATTAGTCGTGCTACATTGTCAAGCTCTGTATATACCTATCCAAAGCTTGAAATTTCATACCTAATGAATCAATTTGATCATTTCTTAACGCTCTGACTAACATCTCTGAATCAGGTTTTTGTAGAGTCGAGATAAGAAAGCGATATCCATCAACATCCTGCTTATATATTTCCCAATCATGTGGAAAACGACGCTGCAGAGCCCCACCTTTTAATGATTTCAGAACATATGCCTGCTGCCATATACTCAGAAACCCTCGACGACGTTCTCTCGCTACACTACCGATTCCTACAGCTAGATCTTCCAATTTTCCATTAAAAAGTATAATGTGTCCTGAGTGTTTATTACAAATCTCCTCAAACAACTTATAATCAGCCTGTTCTGGTGCTACAGTCACAATAATACTATCAGCACTCTGATTTTGTTGACGGTTGAAGTAGTCCTTAAAACTAACTATTTCCTTACTTAATTCAGGAGCTTCTCGTTGCGCTAAAGCCGAGTTTCCCGCATCTGGAAATAATAGACTTGATTCCAAATTAGACTTGATATGTTTTCTCAACCATTGAAATAATCTTATAGCAACAGGCATGGACTTTAAACCCGGGATATCCAAATTTACTTCCCAATACCCTTTCGTTTTACTATTTAAAGCCTGGCCTAATGAAGTATAACTATATAATTCAGCAGAATGTAAGTCAATAGGAAGTGTCACTAAACTGAAACTTTGAAGAGGAAGAATATTGTATTCTCAGAAGGTGCGATTAATTGATTACACTCAGCTAATCAGTATAGAATCTCAACAAGGAGGGAATCTTGTGAAGAGTATCAAAATCATGGCACGGCCCTAAAGTTAATCGTAACCCAGTTAGAGCCTCGTCTTCGCTGTATCCCATAGCCTTTAATACATAACTTCCATAGTTTTCTCTATTACTACATGTAGTACCACGACTAATGGCGAGGCCTCGATTACCTAAAGTTTTCACTAACGCTCGCCCTAGTAGTGACTTATCGTGCTTGGTCCTACATATTATGCTAATATGGTATGGTAAGCGTAAGGATGGATGTCCTGTTAATTCAATACCAGGAATAGATAAAAATTCATTAAGCAATTTATCACGCCATAATTGAAAGGGGTTCCCTTTATTTGTACTTAATAATCGATTGGTAACAAGCTCAAGAGCTGTTGCCAATCCAACTACTAGAGGAACAGGTTCTGTACCAGACCTGAAACCATGTTCTTGCCCACCACCATTCATCTGTGATTGACAAGGAATTACAGAACGATGTAGCAATCCTCCTATTCCGCGAGGTCCTTGAAATGTATGAGAAGCAAAGCTGAGTAGGTCAATACGAAGCTTAGGCCATTCAATAATTTCATGCCCTACAACTTGCACAGCATCAGTATGGAATAGAATTCCTCGTTCATGACAAATTTGACCAATTTGTCTTACTGGTTGCAAAGTTCCGACTTCACTTTGGCCCCAGACAATAGATACTAATCGAGTTGGGTAACCAAGTAACTCATCGGTATACTCTAATCTTATTTGACCTTGGCGATTTACAGGCCAAACTTTTATAGTCCAACCTTGTTTACTTAGCTGCTTTGCAGCGGCTGTTACGGCAGGATGTTCGACAGCTGAAATTACTAACTGGCTTTCACTGGGAGGGAATAACGCTGCTGTTCCTAATAAAGCTAACTGAATAGATTCTGTTCCTCCAGAACATAATATGATTTCATTCATTGTAGCATTAAAGGAAGAAGCAATTACCTGGCGACTACGCTCTAACAACTCAGCAGCTTTCAAGCCTGGTAAATGAAGACTTGAGGGATGTGGGAATCCCTCAAGATGGGCTGAACACATCATTTGCAACACTTCTGGAGAAGGGGGAGATGTCGCTGATGCATCTAAGTAAATTAGACCGCTAGTAACTCTTTGCATGTTTTTTAATAGTATTACTGAATTCTAGATTCAATTGAATCGGTAGTAAGGGTAATTATCTCATCCAAAGAGGAATTCGCTATTAGGTCAGAAACTCGACTTCTTACATCACGACTAAAACAATTATCTGGATACAGACAACCATCCATACAAGATTTTGAGCATATTATTGTTTCCTTTTCTATCTTGTTGACAGATTTTTGCTTATATAAATCATTATTGGACGAGAGACAATTTACTGTATCTTCAGGAGCTGGAGTGAATTCAGGAGTTAAAACTCCATCGAATATTGCTTTTGCTTCACCAGTCATTACCAGATGATTATCTGATTTCTGCCAGTGAATATCGAGAGAACCACCAGGAAGACTTATTTGAGCTTGTTGTTTAGTTAATCCAAGGGTATGGGTAACAATGAGAACCGCGCAAGCGCCAGTTCCACAAGCTAAAGTGATTCCAACTCCTCTTTCCCAGGTTTTCATACGTACATGATTTATAGACAATACTTCAGTAAAATGTATGTTACTGAATTTTGGAAATATGAAATGTTGTTCTAGTGTATTTCCCCATCTATTTAAATCTATAGTTTCTATATTGCTAACCAGAATAACTGCATGAGGGTTTCCCATTCCAACCGATATGATATCCCAGCTAATTCCGTCAATGGTTATTATACCTGTTGGCAATTTACCATTCTCTATACATAGTTTTGTTGGTATTTCATTGGGTAAATATAAGGGTTCTCCCATGTCAATAGAGATTGCCCCATGTTCATGTAAAGTTGATGTTATTATACCAGCTAATGTTTCGATATTCCAGATAGAATGAGTGTCGCTATCCCCTAAAAATTTTGTTAAGCACCGAATTCCATTTCCACACATTTCAGCCTCTTTACCATCAGCGTTAAAGATGCGCATGCGTAAATCTCCTCGCCCAATAGGTGGTAGAATAATAATAATTCCATCAGCACCTACTCCAAAATTACGATTACATATACCCTGTATCCATTCTGAATCTGGCGCTTGTGGGATTCTATTATTTACTAATGAACGATTATCAAAAATTAGAAAATCATTGCCCAACCCCTGGTACTTACTGAACTGCAACACGGATTTTATTTGCCGAATCACGAGATTCTAGGAAAACATTTACAACAAAGTAAATGTTGATTCTCTCAGCATTATTCATACTTAAATATTTGTAGATTCGGCGGAGTATTCATTATGTAGCCATAAGAACTTTTATTCTCTCAAATTTAACCTCTTACTTACTGAGTCTTACGTATCAGTAAGTAAGAGGTGCCCGATGATATAGCCTCCAAGAGATCAGGTCTGACTCGTATCACGATCAAAAAATTGATCAGTGATTTCACTAGTCACTACTTTGAACTGTTGACAGTGTCACAATCTCCCATCTCTCAAAATAATTACCAGCCAGCAGTCATTGAGAGGCGTTGGCAAAGAAACTGGCATGAGAAGAATTTTTATCGGACCTATAATTCTTCTCATGGAGAATCTTTTTATGCTCTTTCAATGTTTCCCTACCCATCAGGAAAACTGCACATGGGACATGTTCGTAATTATGTGATTACAGACGTAATTGCTCGCGTCCAAAGAATGCGTGGTAAAAGAGTTCTGCACCCAATGGGTTGGGATGCCTTTGGATTACCAGCAGAAAATGCTGCTATCGAGCGTGGCATTGATCCAGCGGAATGGACTAGGACTAATATCAGCCAGATGAGGTCTCAGCTAGATCAACTAGGTCTTTCAATTGATTGGGAGCGTGAACTCTCGACATGTGATGAAAGCTATTATCAATGGACTCAATGGCTTTTTTTGCAATTCTATGAGGCAGGTTTAGCATATCAGAAAGAGGCCACTGTTAATTGGGATCCCATTGACCAAACAGTGCTTGCAAACGAGCAGGTCAATGCAGATGGTCGTTCGTGGCGATCCGGAGCACAAGTAGAAAAGCGTAAGTTACGACAGTGGTTCCTAAAAATTACCAATTACGCAGAGAGACTATTGAATGATCTTGATCACCTTAGTCATTGGCCTGAACGGGTAAGAACGATGCAGGCCAATTGGATTGGGAGATCAAAAGGTGCTGAATTTAAATTTTATATTCTTGACAAAAAAGATCGTTTAACGGATCAATCTATTACAGTCTTTACTACTCGACCAGATACAATTTATGGTGCTACTTATCTCACATTGTCAGTAGACCATGAGTTAGTAAAGCAATTGATACACAATGATCCTAAAAATGTAATTGCTAGTTTCTGCCAATACTTAAATTCCCAAAATAAAAAGAATTATGATTCAGTCAATCAACCAAAACAAGGAATTTTTCTGGGGAAATACGTTATACATCCTCTAATAGGGAAAAAACTACCAATTTGGACTGCGAATTATGTCATTAGCGATCACGGTACGGGAGCCGTGATGGGGGTTCCGGCCCATGATCAACGAGATTTTGTTTTTGCTCGTTGTTATGGACTTCCAATTAAACCGGTGATTTATAATTTCGATGATCAGAATCCTAAAGAGTGTACTGATGAGCCTCAAAATTTCTCAGGAAACTGTGGGAATCTAATAAATTCTGGTCCCTTTGATGGACTTACTATCAAAGATGCGAGTGATTGTATAATGAATTGTAGTAAGAATTATGGCTGGGGTTATCCCCAAACCACTTATAAATTACACGATTGGCTCATCTCCCGACAACGTTATTGGGGTTGCCCTATTCCAATTATCCATTGTGAGAAATGTGGAACAGTTCCCATCCCGATATCTGACTTGCCAGTAACATTGCCAAAAGTAAGTATTAGCGGTAAGGGAGGATCTCCTCTGTCTTCCATTCCAGAATGGACAGAAATTAATTGTCCTCAATGTGGGCAAAAAGCTCAACGAGAAACAGATACGATGGATACATTTATATGTTCTTCGTGGTATTTCCTACGTTATAGTGATCCACTGAATACTGAGGAGGTTTTCGATAAAGAAAAAGTTTCTAATTGGTTACCTGTTAATCATTATGTGGGTGGTATTGAGCATGCGATCCTCCATTTACTTTACTCCCGTTTCTTTACAAAAGTACTATATGATCGTGGTCTCCTAAATTTTCAGGAACCTTTTATTCGTCTTTTACCTCAAGGTATGGTACAGGGCGCAACGTACAGAGTACCGTCAACAGGTGCATATATTCCTTCTGAGCAAATACCTGATTTAAGTAATCCTGTAGATCCAGTTAGCAATGAGCCATTAGAGATTATTTTTGAAAAAATGTCAAAATCAAAAGGTAATGGTGTAGATCCGAATGGAGTAATAGAAACCTTCGGCGCAGATACAGCACGTATGTTTATACTGTTTAAAGCGCCACCAGAAAAAGACTTAGAATGGAACGAGTCGGATGTAGAGGGCCAATTTCGTTTCTTACAACGAGTCTGGAAGTTGGTCGATACAGGATTAAGAAGAGGAATTAAAGTACATGAATTCTCATCTGATAAACAGACGCCAAATCAAGAATTAGGTACCGTTGAGAGGGAAGTACGTCGATCGGTACATGCGACCATTGCTGCTGTAACAGAGGATTTAGATGGAGAAGTACAATTCAATACTGCGATTGCGGAGCTAATGAAACTCTGTAACGCCCTATTGTCCGTGATAGATTCTGTATCTGAATTAGTTGCTAGTGAAGGTTTAAAAACTCTAATAACACTACTAGCGCCATTCTCTCCTCATCTTGCTGAGGAGCTCTGGTTCCAGCTTTCCAGTGAAAAAGGTATGAGTATTCATGCACAACCATGGCCAATCCTGGATCCTTCAGCATTGGTTCAGGAGGAAATAAATATAGTTATTCAAATCAATGGAAAAGTACGTGGTTCTCTAAAAGCCCCAATAAGTGCCGATAACAAAATGTTAGAAGAATTAGCCTTAACCAGTGATGCTGCTCAAAAGTGGCTCAAGGATAAATCTCCTAAACGAATTATTGTAATTCCAAGGAAATTGATTAACATTGTAGCTTGAACTCCATGGTTAATGGTTGGCCCCAATCTCCCTTAATTATATACTTTTGATTACTACCGCATAAGTGACGCAATATCAGGAATATCGCTTCGGTATTATCAGAATCTATTTCTTGTTGTATTTCCTTGATAGAGTGGAATAAACCATCTGCAAGAAATGTCTCTATTTGGGATTGAAGGGTGAGGATAGCTGCTGCAGCTTTTTTCCCTGCTTCTACTCCAGGTTGATGGTAGGCGTTAACGTTGATCAGTTCTCCATAAAGTCCGACTGCACGTTCAAACAATGCAATTAATGCACCAAGTGAGTAAGCATTAAAATGTTCCATCGTCAAAGTAATACTTTGCCGTCCTCCTTCGGAGAGAGCTGAACGAGTTCCTTGTAGAAATCCGTTCAAGAAATCACCTGGATAATCACCCTGAACCCTAGGTATATCGGATGGATTTTCTAGTACTTCGATAAAAGTAGCAAAGAAATTGTCAATCCCATCACGTAGTTGCTGAACATATGCATGTTGATCTGTAGAACCTTTGTTACCATAAACAGCTATTCCTTGGTGCACGACCTTACCATTTCGGTCATGTCTTTTCCCGAGAGATTCCATTACTAATTGTTGAAGGTAACGGCTAAAGACCTCAAGGCGATCTCTATATGGAATGATTACCATATCCCGTTTCCCTCTACCATCACCAGCCACATACCATGATGCAGCCATAAGGGCAGCTGGGTTACGACGTAAATCCTGCACTCTGGTAACAGCATCCATCGTAGCCGCACCTTCGAGGAATTTACGTAAATCTGCACCAATAAGTGCTGCAGGGACAAGTCCAACAGCACTTGTAATACTTGTACGACCACCTACCCAGTCAAACATGTCAAACCGTGCAAGCCAATTTTCTTGTTTGGCTTGCTGATCAAGCTGACTATCAGACATCGTTATAGCTACTGCCTGATGAGACCAAGAATTACCAGTTCCTTCTAATCGCACACGAGCCTGCTGCATTCCTAAATTAGGTTCAGGTGTAGTTCCTGATTTACTTACAACCACCACTAAAGTGGTTTTTAATCTTGAACCTAATTCTTTGAGAATACAACTCATACCTTGTGGATCAACATTATCGAAGAAATGGAATGGCAATCCCACACCTGTTTCTTGAAGTGCTTTAATCATCAATAGTGGCCCAAGACCAGAACCGCCTATTCCTATCCATAGGACATCAGTAAAAGGTTGTCCAGATGGGGTTACAATAGACTTGTCTAAAATACCTTTTCCAAAAGCTTCAACGCGGGTAATTTCTCTATTTATATGTTCGGTTATCGTTGCTTCAGGTGCAAGCTCTGGGGATCTAAGCCAATAATGACCTACTTGCCTCTGCTCATCAGCGTTGGCAATTACTCCTCCTTCAAGTGACACCATCGCTTGAAAAGCTTTGGCAAACCTTGGCGAAAGCTGTTCAAAGTGAGACTGGTTGAGGTACATCCGGCTGACATCCAGCCAGAAACCCATTGATTTATCGTACCAGAGTAAATCGCAAAAACGTTGCCATTGCACCGAACGGTCAGTGGCGCTGAAGTCGGGGAAAGGCGACATGGTACGGCGCACAGGCTCTGTCCTGAAGCTATCCGTGGACTGGTGGATCCGAAACAAATCGGAAGACTGTTGTGGTCTGGTTGACACTGCAAACATCTTGTGTGGGAATCCCCACACAAGAAATAAGTGAAAACTCTTAACGCTAATGTGGTAAATTAAGCGGATATTTATATTTTGGCTCTACAGAACGACATCTATAGAATCAAATATCTTAAATCTAGTCGTTCAACAATGGAGAATTTTGACTGGTTTGACTAGTCTCAGTGTAATAACGCATCTTATGATCAGTAATACTAAGATGCTAGATGTTCAGTGCTTGTATTATCTTGAAAAAATAACATTAGCAGAGACTTCAATACTGTATGCAAAGTTATAAAAGTCAGGATGCTCAGTTCTGCCATTGGAAAGAGCAAAACATTGTACAAACATTACGAAGTATATAATCCAATCATGATAGTCAAGTCTTTATCATTCACGATGAATCATCTTCCTCTGTTAAGATGTTATACTATATTAAAGTTGCAAAGTTTGAAATCTTGCTCCCTGAAGCAGCATCGTCAGAAATTAAGTAAATTCAATCTTTTGACAGCTACGATGTCTGGTGAAATAGTGTTATGTGTCAGAATGATCGGATTTATAATTCAATAGAGTAGTTAACAGTATATGGCTTACAAAACTCCAGATGATGGTCTCTTACAATGAATAGTTGACATAAAAGATTGAATGCTATTATACAAATATCAAACTTAAAGACTAATTATCTCAAAATAGCAGTGCCATTCAGAATAAAATAATTGCTTTTTGGAAAAATCGACACTACTAATCTTCAACCAGATAAGCTTGTAATACTGTCAGTTTAAGATATCTAAATTAATTCTGTGCTTGATAATCTCCTCTTGGACTAAGAATAAATCTAAAGTCGACCAATATTCAATGGTTCGTGACAAAATGATATTTTCGTAAACTCACTGATGTACCAATTAGCACACGTATTGTAGATAGAGTTCAAGATATTCATGTCACCCGTAGTCCATCGTGAGTTAAGGTGGAGGAATGTATGATAATCAAGAGTATTATAATGTAAATCATTAATTATAATACTCATAAAATGAAGTATCGAAGGGCTCTTTGCAATTGGAAAGATTGTCTTGTTTGATATATATAATCGACTCCGTTAATGATTCCAACTTATATAAAACTTATACATACAAAGTTAGCTTAGATTTCAGTAGAGACAGATTCTAAAGTTGTTCAGGAATTTCTATGGAAGTGTATCTAACCACCTAAGCTTACTTTTGTATCGTAACCTTATTAATAGTTGTCCCTCCTTTTATTTTTAGAACTACCTCCATGTTGTCCGTATGCCCAAAAACAGTATGGACTCCATCTAGATGTGGTTGAGGCCCGTGACATATAAAAAATTGACTGCCTCCGGTATTCTTGCCAGCATGAGCCATTGAAAGAGTTCCAGCTTCATGCTTTCGATTATTTATCTCACAAGGAATAGTGTATCCAGGTCCGCCTGTCCCTGGTATACCTGTAGCACCTGAACGCGTGTTAGGACAGCCACCTTGAGCCATAAAACCATCAATTACACGGTGAAAACTGAGGCCATCGTAAAAACCTGACTCGGTTAGTTTTATAAAGTTTGTAACTGTTCCTGGAGCATCATTGTCAAAGAGCTCTAACTCTAGAGTACCAGCATCTGTTTCCATTAACGCTTTTGTCATAATTCAAGCTGCAAAAAGGCAACTCTAACCAATACAGCAATGAAACAGCTTTAACGGCTATTTTTTATATTGAGTCTCACATGAGTATATAAAATTCCAATATAGAACAATGTATTTAGGTGATAAATTTAGACTGAGACTAGACTATTAATTGCTAGCATACCAATTTAATTATGTGAATGTCCTGCCAAATTAAGTTACATTAAATCCTCAAATAGATGGCGGAAAATCTCAATCTCAAGAGATTCAAACAAAGTAAGACTAGGATCAATTGGTAAGCCTGTAGGCCCTAGAAGAAGTGTATAGGAATCGGATTGCAAATTGTCAGAATCGTCTTTATCCTCATCCTCATATTCAGGATCTAAAAGCGAGTAAAAATTTAAAGGCAGTGTCTCAGGAAATGGTTCGTCTTGGTAAAGATTTAAAGAAGTAAATTCTTGATCTGATAAGATGGTTAAATCGGGAGGAAATATCATTAAACGTTGCAACCTATTGACTGGAAAAAAGTTAGTAGGTACTATTTGAGCAATATACCCTTCCACATTGCAAACATTTTCAACTTCAGATGAATCGACTGCAACAACACTAGGAAGTGGAAAATCTTGGGCTTCCAAAAGGATCGAGTACCTATCCGCGTCGTCTTTATCTTGAAAAAGTAGTAGAATATTCTCGCCACCATAAAGGACTGAATGCACATTCTCATCTTCTCCTTCGGGATTAAAAAGTAAAAGATAAAAATACATTGTGTTGCCAGCATGATTTTGAGCCCTGTAGACTATGCCCGTTTTTAAGTCCTTCCTACCTTATTGTTCACACTTCGTAACTTTTCGTATGATTTCCTTTCCATTTCGCTGAGCTCATTTGGCAAGACAATTCTAATCTTTATGAATTGATCACCCCGCTGTCCATTTTTAGTCAACCCTTCACATTTTAATCTGAGCAAGTCATCACTAGATGAGCATGGAGGTATTTCTATCTTGGTATAGCCTGCCAAAGTAGGCACGGATACAGTACATCCCAAGGCTGCATCAGCAGGTGATAATTCTACCTCAAGTATTACTGTGAGCCCATCAATCTGTAGTCCCTCTCGTGTCTCAATATTTAATTGACAAAATTGATCTTCCCCTTGTGATCCTACTTGAGGTAATCTTAAACGCCAACCATGACCAGCTAAAGGAGGTGTTTCAATATCGACTATTATTCCATTAGTCAATTCGATTTCAACGTAAGATCCATAAAGTGCTTGATCAGGTGTCAGTTTAAGAACTATTTCCTCTGATTCGTTATTCTGAGGCTCATAGACCGGCTCTGATGTAGGAGACTCACGATCTGTATAGGATTGAGGTTCATCTTCCTCTGCTTGGTTCTGTTGTTGAGGCGTAAACTCTTGGTGTTCATACGAACGTCTCAAAAACATCTCTAAGTACGATTGAAAATTGGGAAACCCTGAATTAAAGAAATTTGTTTCTTGATTGTATAATTTTTCTCGCAGATAGTTTTGTTCCCATTCAGAACGGCGTTGCTTATCAGAAAGTACAGCGTAAGCTTCACTAATCTGTTTAAAACGCTCTTCAGATTCTGGATTATTATTATTTAGATCTGGATGCCACTGTCGGGCTTGTTGGCGAAACGCACGTTTTATCGAAGCGTCATCAGCACCGGGATGTAATTTTAGAATAGACCAGTAGTCGCTAATTATTTGAGACATATACTCTCCTACCGCTGAAAATCTTCTTCATCCCAGGGAGTATAATCTTGATTATACGAACCCCTGTTCGATTTACGCTTTGGTTGATCGAAAGTATCTGTAGGTCTGAATTCTTCAGGAAGTCTCTCGACTTTCCTTAATCCTTCATTATAGCTCTCACCGGTTCGATACCGTTTCCTATCCCAACTATCCCATTCATCTTCTGTAATCAATTCATCTTTAATAGAATTTAGCGTGTTTCTAATCCCTTTCATAGGAGTAAACTCAACTTCTCTCTCAATAGTAATCGTCTGGTTAAGATCAAAGAGTGCTTCTTTCAATTGTTTGAGCATTAGATCGAGTTCCTCAGGAACTTGCTTCTCAAAACCCTTATCTAATAAGTCTTCCAAACTATACAAACAGGACTCAAGAGCTCGCTGCTGTTGTCTTCCTTTCATCGGACCTAACTCAATGGCTGCATCACGTAATCGGCGTTCACCTTGGGTCAATAAAGTTAGAGCACGATTATAACGATTTATATTCATCTTCTTTATCTTGTCTTCTGCAGCCTTTTCTTCGGCTTCCAGTAGAAGAGTCTTAATCTCGCTCTCAGTTAAGTTCGACCCACCCTGAATAGAGACAGATTGTTCTCGTCCTGTTGTCCGATCAGTTGCCGAAACATGAAGTAACCCATTCGCATCAATATCAAAAGCAACCTGAACTTGTGGAACACCACGTGGAGCTGGTGGAATACCTGAAAGACGAAAGCGTCCTAAAGATTTATTATCAACCGCCATTTGACGCTCGCCTTGCAATACATGGATTTCCACTGAAGATTGATTTGCCTGTGAAGTACTAAAAATGTCAGACTTTCGTACAGGAATTGGTGTATTCCGAGGTAATAATACTTTCATTACTCCTCCAATAGTCTCTAACCCAAGAGATAATGGTGTAATGTCATTCAACATTAAATCTCGTAGTTCTCCTGTCATGATGCCGGCTTGAATAGCGGCACCCATGGCTACAACCTCATCTGGGTTAACTGATTGACAAGGTTCTAGAGGAATCAATGTCCGCACCAATTCCTGTACCATCGGGAGTCTTGTACTACCACCAACTAAGATCACATCATCAATATCCTCTGAAGACAGATTTGCGTCCAGTAAAGCTTGCTGAACAGGAAACCGTAATTTATCTAGTAAATCTGGACAAAAACGCTCAAAAGTATGTCTCTCAAGTGTCGTCTCGATATGTAAAGGTCCATTAGGACCTGTAGCTATGAATGGTAACGAGATTGGTGTATTTTGCACACCTGAGAGTTCTTGTTTGGCTTTCTCGGCTGCTTCCATTAAACGCTGCATAGCTTGACGATCTCTTCTTAAATCAATTCCATATTTTTTCTCAAAATCGTTACTTAACCAATTAACTATTCGCCGATCAAAATCATTTCCTCCTAACTGAGTATCTCCACAGGTTGCTTTTACACTAAAAATTCCGTTTGTTACCCTAAGCAAAGACACATCAAATGTCCCCCCACCAAGATCAAAAACAAGTACATTCTTAGACACATTTTTATTAAAACCATATGCTAGCGCCGCAGCTGTAGGTTCATTAAGAATTCGTTTGACCTCAAGACCTGCTAATCGCCCGGCATTCCGAGTTGCTTGTCGTTGAGCATCATTAAAGTATGCTGGCACCGTGATTACGGCTGCTTCGATAGATGCACCAATGTAAACAGCAGCGTCATCTACTAGTTTTCTTAAGATATTAGCTATTAGCTCTTCAGGTGCATATTCTCTCTCTGTTGCTGGACAAACAACCCTTATATTTCCTTGATCATTAGCACGGATGGTATAAGGTACAAACATGCTACTATTATCAAGTTCATCCCAATTTCGACCCAGAAAACGTTTGAGATTTGCAAAAGTATTGCGAGGGTTTAATACCAGTTGCCTTCTAGCTAGTTGTCCCACTAATAGCTCTTTTTCCCTTGTAAATCCTACCACAGAAGGCGTAGTCCGAGTACCTTCAACGTTGGCTATCACTTGAGGTTGCCCTCCTTCTAGTATCGACACTACGGAATTCGTAGTCCCAAGATCAATCCCAACAATTCTTTCCATGGACCTTTTGGTAAAATGTTAACTTAATAATGAGCAAGTTCTTAGGAAAGGCCAATAGAACAATATGGAATTACGTTCTAAGTCTAGAGTAAAGAATTCTCAAGTTTAATGTCATCCATAAAATAACTTTCAATAAAAAGCATAATTATATCAAGAGATGCTTCCGAAGTAAGCTTACTAGCCAATTGTATAATAAAGCGAACTATTTGTAATAGTGGTAAAAAAGGATTTGGAGATGTCCGTATACAATTTATATTCATCGTTGATTTTTGACTATTATATCTAGCCTCTATTAATTCCCATGCTTTAGAGTATTCTTGAGATGATTTTTTAATCTGATGCAGGTGAATTATATAATTATGTCGCAACAATTAAGCTTCAATCAATTACCAATAAATACCTATACTGAACATATAGTAACCCCTTCTTTAAAATCTCAAACATTACTGAAGCACGGAGAGAGAGGGATTCGAACCCTCGATAGAGTTACCTCTATACAGCATTTCCAGTGCTGCGCCTTCAACCCCTCGGCCACCTCTCCATTAATGGCTGCAAGGCCAGATGCCAATCTAGCAGGCATACACGAGAAAGACCCCCTAAGGATGAGCAACCAGTACTCTATTATTATTCACTGGCGTCAACAAGGTCATACGTTTAGTCACAAAGTTTCTGAAGGTGACTATATCCTAAAGAGCTTTGAAAGAAAAGGTGCTCTACTCCCATTTAATTGTCGAAATGGTTGCTGTACTACATGCGCAATACGAGTTATTAATGGAAACATTGATCATAAAGAAGCTTTTGGTCTCTCACGAGAAGTACGATCAAAGGGATATGGACTCCTATGCGTAGCCTCCGCTCAAGGATCACTAGAGGTTGAGACACAAGATGAAGATGAAGTTTACGAAACTCAATTCGGGCGTTTTTTTGGTTGTGGTAAGCTTAAGACAGGTTTGCCAATCGATGAAGGTTAAAGATTGTGAACTTGCACTATAGTATCATCAGAAAGACTAACTCAATTACAGATAGGAAACTTCATATATCGCTCGATAATTGTTAACTGAATATACAAGTAATAGTACCTATCCAAGCGGCTAATATTAAGTATGTGCGGAGATATGCTTATCCTCAGTTAGCTTATTTTTTATCAAACAGTTTGAGTAATGTAAGTATTTGATGTTTTATAGCTGAATATTGAATGTTGAACAGTCCATAACCGTGAGATCCTTAGGGACAACTAAATCCGGCCCTTTCTATGGCTCTACAACCAGCCGCTGGCGCCAGGGATCTAAAACCCCATCAGATAGAATTAAATCATCAGCTGTGTAATCAATTGGCAACCATCTATCGATTATGGGGTTACCAAGAGGTAAGACCTCCAAAGATAGAGCGCCTCTCGACTTTGTTAGCTGGTGGTGCAATAGAGCCTCGTTCTGTAATTCAAATAGTGGCCGCCGAAGCATTGGGTTTACGTCCAGAGATGACAGCCTCAATTGTCCGAACTGCTTGTTCACGGATTGTAAAAACCAATCCTTTGCGTCTTTGGAGCGCAGGAACTACATTTCACAGTCAAGTTGATGCCAATGGTGGTTTAAAAGTTGAGGAAGTATTGCAAAGTGGGGTGGAAATAGTTGGCGAGCATAATAGTAGTGCTGATATGGAACTATTGCATTTGCTCATGGCAGCTATATCTGCTCTCCCCTTGGAACCAGAGCACAATCCACGGTTATTAATCGGACATCATCAAATTACATCTGATTTGCTAGACAGGCTTCCTTCAGAGTATCGTATAGGAGCAAGAGATGTACTGACCAGCTTCGATCCATTAGCCATTGAAGGACTTGGTTTGAGTAAAGAAGATTCTGAATGGTTAGATAAAGTTTTACGTATGAGGGGTGAGCCTGCAGAACTTTTAGAACAGTTAAAAGACCTTATAGGACCAACTCCAATACTGTTAGAGGTCGAAAGACTATTTAAGAGTATAATTCCTCGCGCTAAAGAAGCAGGTATATCAATACAGCTAGATCCTAGCTTTGTACCTCATTTAGACCTCTATAACGGTCTGGTATTCCAGCTCATATGTACAGGTAGAGCGGCCCCTGTAATTATAGCAAATGGTGGTCGATATGATGGACTCGTTGAGCAAGTTGGAGCATCTAAAAAAGATGCAGCGGGAATAGGTTTTAGTTTTGCCATAGAAGAAATTAGAGAGCTTGTATTTCCTGAAGGCGGTCAATTTATAACAGCGGGTCCTATTCTGATTACTTATAGCAATGCAGTTAAGATTGAAGAAGCGTTTGAATACCAACGCCGATTGCATAAACAAGGAATCCCCGCAGAAGTGAACTTCAAGCCTTGTGGATCTCGCCAAGAAGCCGAATCTATCGCTTATAATAGAGGCGCTGTTTCAGTAGAATGGTTAGATACATAGATCAATTCCACTATCCCATTTGTCAATTCTTTCAATGGCTCATACTATCGTTACGAATGTCTGTGAGGGTATTGCCGACTGTGTTGAGGCATGTCCGGTTGCCTGCATTCATCCAGGTAAAGGCATCAATAAGAAGGGAACAAACTTCTATTGGATTGATTATGATACTTGTATTGACTGTGGAATTTGTTTACAAGTTTGCCCTGTTAATGGTGCTATTGTACCGGAAGAACGTCCTAACTTACAACGGAGTAATTAAGTTCACTGGATTGTTGGTTCGGAGAACCCGCCTCCTAATGACTTGATATCTCGTCTTGTCTTTGTTTAGGGTTATATGGCTTGTGATGTTTTGCTATGACGGTGCTGGAACAGGGTCAAATTCAAATCCACACCGAAAATATATTTCCAATTATTAAGAAAGCTGTTTACTCAGGGCACGAAGTTTTTTTGCGAGAGTTAGTCAGTAACGGCGTCGATGCAATCAATAAAAGGCGCATGGCAGCTATAAGTGGGGATTGTCAAGAAGGCGATCAAGGCAAAATCAACATATCAATCAATCGTGATCGGCAGACCATCACTATTAGCGATAATGGTATTGGAATGACTGCTGACGAAGTGAAAAAGTACATTAACCAAGTAGCTTTTTCTAGCGCTGAAGAGTTTCTTGCAAAATACAAGACTGAAAAAAATGCGATTATCGGTCACTTTGGACTCGGCTTTTACAGTAGCTTTATGGTCGCAAAGCGCGTAGAAATACAGACGCTTAGTGCGAAAGAAGGATCAGAACCTGTTCTCTGGCAATGTGATGGATCACCCAACTTCAGTCTAAACGCAGGATCTCGAACCGAGGCTGGTACAGATATTATTCTGTACTTAATGGAAGAAGAACTTGAGTATATAGAACCAGCACGAATTCGATCATTAATTTCAACTTATTGTGATTTCATCCCTGTAGCAGTTTGTTTAGATCATGAGATAATTAACAAACGGGAGCCCCTCTGGAGAAAGAATCCTCGCGATCTGACCGATCATGAATATGTGGAATTTTATCGGACGCTCTACCCTTTTCAGGGAGATCCTTTATTTTGGGTACACTTAAATACTGATTATCCATATAATTTACAGGGAATCCTTTACTTCCCCAGAATTAGTGGTAGAACAGATTGGGACAGTGGAGAGATTAGATTATATTGCAACCAGGTTTTTGTTAGTGATTCTATAAAAGAGATTGTTCCTCGATATCTCTTACCATTGAAAGGTGTTATTGACTCTACTGATATACCCCTAAATGTTAGTAGAAGTGCCTTACAAACAGATCGTCGCGTGAGATCTATTAGCGGCTTTCTTGTTAAAAAGATTGGAGACCAGCTAAAGAACTTACACCATACTCAGCCAAACCGGTACGCCGAAATTTGGAGTGCCCTAGCACCTTTCGTTAAAATTGGTGCAATGGAGGATGATAAGTTCGCTGCACAGGTGATCGACCTCGTTTTATTTCCAACAATAAGTAGGATGAACCACGATAGTAAGGAGACGAAAAATTTCACGACGCTTAGTAATTATTGTACTCGTTTAGAGTCAACGGAGGAGAAGAAAATACTCTATTGTACTGATGAGATCGCTCAGGCAGGTGCTCTAAGTATATGGAAAAGTCAGGGAAAAGAAATTCTATTAGCTGATATGTTAATTGATGCTCAGTTTATTCCTTGGTTGGAATATCGCAATACTGATCTTAAGTTCCAACGAGTAGATGCTGAAATAGATGAAAGTTTGCAGGATGATGAAGAAAACGATGACTCTAAGGTAGGTGCAGAAAAAGATCATTTACTAAAATTATTCAAAGTAGCAATAAATGATGACAAGGTTACTATACAAGTCCAAGCTCTGAAAGGAATAGCGACGCCTGCAGCTCTTATTCTACTCCCGGAACAAATGCGACGGATTAGTGATATGGGTGCACTAATGGAACAAAGGTTACCTAATCTACCAGATTATCATATCTTGATGATCAATAGAAAACATCCCTTGATCAAAACCTTGGCAAAATTAGATACAGAGGTTTACCAGGAGTTGGCTAACAATATTTGTCGGCATGTATATGAAATTGCTCGCCTCGCTGTAGGGGGATTAGAGAGCAACCAAATGGTAGATTTTCAAAAACATAGCTGTGACTTAATAGGATCCTTAATGGAGCGCTTAAGCTGATCGGTCACCTTCTGCTAAGGTTAATAAATGGGGTTATACCCAAGTTGTTGTTCTTTGAATTTCATGTCCCGGGTCTGTCAGCTGACCGGCAAGCGTGCTAATAATGGCATGGCCGTCAGTCATTCGCATATTCGTACTAAAAAACTTCAGCAAGTCAATCTTCAGGTACGTCGTCTTTGGTGGAGTGAAGGAAATCGATGGGTTAACTTACGTATATCCACTCGAGCTTTACGAACCATCCAGAAGAAAGGGTTAGGTACTTATGCTAAAATTCTAGGTATAGACCTTACTAGATATTGATTAATTAACTGATCAGCATAATCCACAATAGCAGCAGTACTATGTATTGCATGCTATTTTTTTAATGTTCAGATTCTCTATTACTTAAACCTATTACAAGTTTTGACTTGTTTCAGTAACGATTACTGCTAGGGGAAATAGATTAGACTTCTTTCGTCTAAAGGTAATCCAACCCAATGTTGTTCATCCTCTCCTGTAACATAAAAGAAAGAGATGAACATATTAATTTCTACGCTTTTGATATTCTTATCCCCCGAGTAGTGGCATTTGGAAAATATTTTGATTTACTTATGTGTATATGATGGAGATTTGTAAGGGTTTTCGCGATACGAGTCTTGAAGCATAATCCGAGGCATCATGCAGCACCCTAGAGATCTTTCTAAGTATTAATACTACAATAACTTAAGGATATGCCTACTGAATGTAAAATAATCCCAAGGGTGTCTTCATCGTACATTCAGTAGGCATATCCTTAAGTTATTGTAGTATTAAGTTAATAAAAGTTCATATCCTTATATAAACCCAAATTTCCTTATTGATCTCAGGGAAGTCACGATATAAGCTTCTGATCGTTAACCTAATAGAATATCGAACTCCATTAGTAATTTACTCCATCAAGGAAAATCTAATAAGCGTATCGGTCGCCGGCGTATTCCGGTTGGGTACACCATTATCATCCGCGATAAACTCAGGGTAGTGCTATACAAGGTAATTAATAATTAGCCAGTTCTCGGCCGCCTAATTTCTTGTGATCTGTCTAGAGTTACTATTTCGCTAACTGATACTTGTAGTTGGCGAAATAGGGAACGGCTACTTTTTCGCTCGAAAGAACCTAGTCCCTAGACCTAATGATTGAATTGGAAACGTGTCGCCAATATTATAATTTTGCATTGAACCATTGGAATTGTAATTAATGTTGTGCAATAAAGAGTACTATTCAAATTGCTACCATTTCACAATATGTAGTTATTGCCAAGGGTTAGAATATCACTTTTATAAATTCTTGTTGGTGCTTCTATCCGTGAGCATTGAGAAGCTATTGGGATTCAAGAACGGCCTTGTATGTTAACGTGGCTATAAGCAATAATCATTGGCACAGAATGTTCAAGGGATATCTTAAGGAAGATTCCTAAGATGGTGACATCTACTATATTCCTCCTTCTATTGTCTTCCTACGCTGGAACGCTTAAAATTTTTCCGTGAAAATTATTGGAGATAGGTGTTTTACCTGTTCGTTACATATACGTAGAATCTCTCAGCAGATTGAACAAGATCAGATGCATACTCTTTCAATACTGACTTGGTGGATTCATCTTTCATCAGTAATTGAATGGACTCTGTCTGTTTTCATAATAGCACGCTTATCCAAAATCCAGGATGCGCCTGAATGGCAGTATTTGGCCTTATCCATGTTACCAGCTCTAGCCAGTGCGATGTCGGCTTGTACATGGCATTTATTTGATAACCCACTCGCATTACAAGGATTAGTTGTCTTTCAAGCAGGTGCTACACTTATAGGAAATAGTCTTATGTCATTCGCGGCCCGATATATATGGGAGACTCGCAAATGTTAACCTGGTTAGGAGGTTTTGATCCAGCACCTCTATTTATTTTATCCCTGTTTACTTATATTCCTTTTCTTTGGTGGGCTCAACGAAGTAATCGGTTTCCACCTGTAGCATTATTCGGTTTTTGTTCCACGCTCATTTTCGTATTTATCACCATTATTGGATCTATTCTCGCAAAGATTCATTATGGGGCAACGCTTGTCGAAATAGATTTCCTCCATGGAGGTGCTGAATTTTTCCTAACCTTGAGTAACTTCCTAATCGTAATAGGATTTAGCACTTACAATAAATCTCATTGAGTTTTCGATACGGGAATGAATAAGTCTTAAGAGGATGGGAGAAGTCTGCCATCCCCCTAGAAGATAGGTCGTCGCCATGACGCTCATGATTGCTCCTCTTCTAGCCTTAGCTCCTGCTACTGTTGAGTGGTCTCCAAAGGTAGCCTTGGTAATGATAGTATGTAATGTTATTGCTATTGCCATTGGAAAGGCAACCATTAAGTATCCTAACGAAGGGGCACAGTTACCAAACTCTGCCTTTTTCGGTGGTATGGGACATGCAGCCCTATTAGCAACAACAAGCCTGGGTCACTTATTTGGTATTGGTGCAATTCAAGGTCTAGCTGCTCGAGGTGTTCTCTAAAGAGCAACGTGTTGATCTAGTATCGATTTGTAATCTGAATATTTCTCGTATATACATATGGATGCTTTCACTATTGTGATTCCGTTGCTGAAAGCAACCTAAGTATGGTATCTCAATCAGCTCCTGATCCTGGTGGCATCCTAAATAAATTTAGAGGCTCTGTAGATTCGCGTTAATAGCAAATCTACAGAGCCTCTAAATTTATTTAGGATGCCACCAGAGTGTACGATTAAATCTCAACTATAGTTGAGATTTAATCGTACACTCTTAATGGTCAAGATTGAATTGGAAACGTGTCGCGATTCGCTCTACCATTTGTTCTGGTGTAAGTCCGAGAGATTGTTTACTTTCTTTGGGGCTAGCATGGTTTACCAAAGTATCAGGTATTCCTATCCTGAGGGTAGATATTGAAACATCGTGGTCACTTAAACATTCGACAACTGCAGAGCCAAAACCGCCAGGCAATGATCCCTCTTCCATTGTAACTAGTCGACCGATTCGTTTGGCCATTGGTAATATCAATCCCTTATCCAAGGGACGAAGAAAACGAGCGTTAATAACAGCCGCTTTAATACCATATGATCTTAAAAGATTCCCGGTGAGAATAGCTGGGGTAACCATTGCTCCATATGCCACTATTAATAAGTCATCGCCATCAGTGATTAATTCTCCTTGTCCAATCGTGAGAGGTTCCCAACCTTCCTCTGCTAAAGGAACGCCTTCTCCTTCACCACGTGGAATACGTAATGCCGAGGGACCATTATGATATAAGCAAGTTACAAGCATCCTCTGTAATTCCGCTTCGTCTTTAGGAGCCATGACCGTAAAATTCGGTATGGCACGCATATAACTAATATCATACTGGCCTTGATGTGTAGGACCATCTGCACCAACAATTCCAGCTCGATCCATAACAAAAGTAACCGGTAGGTTCTGGATACCAACGTCGTGGATCAACTGATCGTAGGCTCTTTGGAGAAATGTACTGTATATGGCTACTACTGGTTTTAGACCTTCACAGGCCATACCTGCTGCCAATGTTACTGCATGTTGTTCAGCGATACCTACATCTACATATTGTCCAGGAACTGCCTTTTGCAGTAAATCTAAACCGGTCCCTGTAGCCATTGCTGCTGTTATTCCTACGACACGCGTATCTTGCTCACAGAGCTTAACTAAAGTTTGTCCAAATACCTTACTATAGCTTGGTGGCTTTGGCTTACTTGAAGGGTAAGCCTTTCCAGACGCTAAATCGAAAGCTGGTTGCGCATGATATCCAACCTGATCAGCTTCAGCATATGGATACCCCTTCCCTTTCATTGTAGCTACGTGTACTAAAACCGGACCTTCACATCTATGAGCTGCCTGAAAAGTACGCATCATCTCAGCTATGTTATGGCCATTAACTGGTCCCATGTAAGTAAAACCCAACTCCTCAAAAACTGCACCAACCTTTGGCACTGCTAATCGACGCATACTTTCTTTAATTCTTTCAAGCTCAGCTGGAAGCTCTCCCCCCATGAAGGGTAAGTGCTTTACGGCTTCTTCAGCACTACCGGAAAGAAACTGTACGGGAGGACTTAGCCTCATGCGATTTAGATAAGTTGATAGTGCGCCTACAGGCGGTGATATTGACATGTCATTATCATTCAATATTACGAGTAACCGTGTTTTAGGCAAATGGCCAGCATGATTGATGGCTTCAAGAGCCATTCCACCTGTTAGTGCACCATCTCCTATGATGGCTACACACTTGAAGTTTTCGCCACGCTGATCTCGGGCCATCGCCATCCCTAAAGCAGCTGATATACTGGTAGATGCATGCCCAGCACCAAAGTGATCAAAACGGCTTTCAGACCTTTTCAGATATCCTGCTATACCACCTTTTTGGCGTAAGGTTTGAAATTGATGAGTTCGTCCAGTGATTAACTTATGGGGATACGCTTGATGTCCCACATCCCAGATGACTCGATCAACATCCAAGTCCAACGTTTGGTAAAGAGCCAATGTTAGCTCTACCACGCCAAGCCCAGGGCCCAAATGACCTCCACTTGTAGAAACAACATCAAGATGTTTCTCGCGGATTTGTTTAGCAATAACCTCCAGTTCACCGACTGAGAGACCGTGCAATTGATTCGGATGACTCAACTCGATGAGATGCATACCCGAACCGATGCTGTAACCACCAATCTACGACTTTCTTGCTGACCAATCGGTGCTAAATCATGTCGTTGAAATCCCTCTGCAACAGACCAGCACTGAGTAACAAGTCTCTTGCAACACTAGTGCTATGAACGATTATCTCCAACGAATTCTACGTGCTCGCGTTTACGATGTAGCCATTGAATCTCCACTAGAGTTAGCGCTCAACCTTTCTAAGCGGTTGGGTAACAAAATATGGCTAAAACGTGAAGATTTACAGCCTGTATTTTCCTTCAAGCTACGAGGTGCTTATAATCGTATGATAAAGTTATCACCATGTGAGCTTGAACGAGGCGTAATTGCTTCAAGCGCTGGAAATCATGCTCAAGGTGTTGCTCTAGCTGCTTCTCGCTTAGGGTGTAAAGCGGTAATTGTCATGCCTGTGACAACGCCACAGATGAAAATAAACTCCGTAGCAGCAAGAGGTGCTCAAGTAATCCTGCATGGAGATACTTATAACGAAGCTTATCAAGAAGCTCAAAGGTTATCAGTAGAACAACAACTATGTTTTATCCATCCTTTTGATGACCCAGATGTCATCGCTGGACAAGGAACAATTGGTTTAGAGATTCTTAGACAACTCCCTGAACCACCAGAAGCAATTTATATAGCAGTAGGTGGAGGTGGTTTAATTGGTGGTATTAGTGCATATATTAAAGCTCTTTGGCCTGATGTAGAAGTTATCGGGGTTGAACCTGCTGCTGCTGCTGCAATGACAAGATCTCTTGAATCAGGTAAGCGGATAACCCTAGACCAAATAGGTTTATTTGCCGATGGTGTAGCAGTTAAACAAGTTGGTGAACATACTTTTTCTCTAGCTCAACAATATGTAGATGCAATGATTACGGTAAGTACCGATGAGATTTGTGCGGCCATTAAGGATGTTTTTGAAGACACTCGATCTATTTTGGAGCCTGCAGGTGCACTGGCTATTGCAGGGATGAAGGCTGATATAGTGCTAAGGAATCTAAAAGGACGTTCTCTAGTAGCAGTCGCCTGTGGAGCCAACATGAACTTTGATCGTCTTCGATTCGTAGCTGAACATGCTGAATTAGGCGAAGAACGAGAAGCAATGTTAGCCGTGAAGATTCCCGAGTCTCCAGGTAGTTTGCGACGTCTTTGTGAAGTGATCGGTAATCATAACTTTACAGAATTTAGTTATCGCATGGCGGATTTAGATCAAGCCAATATTTTCTTAGGATTACAAGTCACAGGTCTTCAAGATACAGAAAAAATTATAAATGACCTCAGACAAGCGAAGTACCCATGCTTAGATTTGAGTAATAATGAACTAGCAAAAATGCATCTTCGTCATATGATAGGAGGCCGTTTACCTGAACAGGTCACTAATTTATTCGAAGGAGATCAACATGAGCTACTATACAGATTTGAGTTTCCAGAGCGTCCTGGAGCACTACTGAGATTTGTCTCAGCTTTACTTCCAGAATGGAGTATCAGTATATTTCATTATCGCAATCATGGTGCAGATGTAGGACGTATTGTCGTTGGTGTTATAGTAAAGGAATCTGAACGAACCCAATGGCAAAGCTTTTTACAAGAAGTAGGTTACCGTTATTGGGACGAGAGTACCAATCCAGCTTACAATCTCTTTTTAGGAAACGTTGAAGAATCTCTATTAAATCGGCCAGTACGCTATTAGTATCGGATAGGAAACTACAATCAACTGCTGTCCGCTCTGATCTATCGCTTATGATATACCATTAGTGCAATTGCACCAGTATAAGGATATAGAAGAGGATTTTTTCTTTTCCAGTCTCACTATCCAGGATTTAATTTGATTTTTAAGTCTATGAATAAAAATTTGACAATTGATCAAAGAATATAACCTTATCAAGATGGAGATCGTTTTTTTGATAGTTATTGAGCCTCGAATACATAACTTGACAATCGACATCGTTGAGTAGGATCAAAGGGCGTTAGAGTGTGAACAGTTCATACATAATTATCCATGCTAAGACATGTAATTATCTCCTTTTTGCAGGTAAGCGAAGAAATACTGAATTTATACTTTTACGTCCTATTTATACGAGTTGTCATTAGTTGGTTCCCAGACCTCAATAGGAATAATCCAGCTATCGAATGGTTTTACACAGTAGGCGACCCCTATTTAATGATTTTTCGTAGTATTATACCCATGGTAGGTACTTTGGATTTATCACCTCTATTTGCATTTCTTTTCCTTAATTTAACCCAGAAAATTATCAATAATATTATTGGGGTTATAATGGATCATAGTGCAATTACAATTTTAACGGGGCATTAAGTTTAGTATTTAACATCTTCCCCCTTCGCAAGCAGGATAATAAAAACAGTAGACTTAATATAAATAAATGGTTGAGAGACTATAGATTTCTTATGGATGGTTGATAAAACATCTTCTTTAATTCAGTGTTCCGTCCGCAACAATTTTGTCTGTCAAAATGGTAGTCTAGGGGCTGACTTTGGCCTTGCCGATGGCCCAAATCGATCTAATTCGAAGGACTAAGATCGTGGCCACCATCGGCCCCGCTACCGAATCACCTGAAAAATTAAGGGAATTGATTCTGGCAGGTGCTACTACACTTAGACTGAATTTCTCCCATGGAGACCATTCTGAACATGCCGTTAGAATGCGAACAATTCGTCAAGTTGCTCAAGAACTGCGAATACATGTTGGTATTTTACAAGACCTTCAAGGTCCCAAGATTCGTCTAGGACGCTTTGAAAAAGGACCTATCACTCTTCAGAAAGGTGATCATTTCTCGTTGACATCAAGATCAGTTCGTTGTAATCAAAAAATTGCTACGGTTACATATGAACATCTTACTGATGAAATCAGCAGTGGAAGCCGTATCTTGCTGGATGATGGTCGTGTAGAAATGAAAGTAGAGCATGTTGATCATGACGAACAGACCTTGCATTGTAGAGTTACCTGTGGTGGGATACTATCAAACAACAAAGGTGTCAATTTTCCGGATGTCCAACTATCTGTACGCGCTTTAACAGAGAAAGATCGTCAAGACTTGATTTTTGGATTAGAGCAAGATGTTGACTGGATTGCATTGAGTTTTGTCAGAAATCCCTCGGATATCAAAGAAATCCGGAATTTGATTCATCAGCATGGTCAGAATACGCCTGTAATTGCAAAGATTGAGAAGTTTGAGGCTATTGATCAAATTGATGAAATTCTTCCACTGTGTGATGGGGTTATGGTCGCACGTGGTGACTTAGGAGTTGAAATGCCTCCTGAAGAAGTGCCCCTGCTGCAAAAAGAACTAATCAGAAAAGCGAATGGACTGGGAATACCAATTATTACGGCTACTCAGATGCTTGACTCAATGGTTTCCAACCCCAAACCAACGCGTGCTGAAGTGAGTGATGTGGCGAATGCAATTTTGGATGGTACAGACGCAGTTATGTTATCCAATGAAACAGCGGTTGGTGATTATCCTGTGGAAGCGGTTGCGACTATGGCTCAAATCGCTCATCGTATTGAGAAGGATTATCCTCAAAGATCCACTGATACTCTCCTAGCTTGTACGATCCCTAATGCTATTAGCCATGCGGTGAGTACTATTGCCCGCCAGTTAGACGCTGCAGCTATTCTCCCTCTAACAAAGAGTGGTTCGACTGCACACAACGTAAGTAAGTTTCGTCCATCGACTCCCATACTGGCTATCACAAGCGAAGTTGCAGTAGCACGCAGATTGCAATTGATCTGGGGCGTAAGTCCTTTATTAATATCTGAGCAGGTCAATACTAGTGATACTTTTACATTGGCAATGGGAGTAGCTCAAGAAAAAGGTATATTACGGGAGGGGGATTTAGTTATACAGACAGCAGGAACTTTGGCAGGGGTTAGTGGTTCAACAGATCTACTGAAAGTTGGTATTGTATCAACGGTATTAGGTCGTGGAATTGGAATTGGAACTGGATCGGTAACTGGGAAAATTCGTTTGGTAGACAATATTGAAGATACTACCTTACTGAAATCAGGAGAAATTCTTGTAACAAAAGAGATTAGAGCAATTCCTCTTGACAAGATTATTCATGCTAGTGGAATAATACTGGAGACCAAGCTCAATGATACTCAAATTACACAACTGGATTCGGGAATTCGTGTTCCGACTATCGCCAATGTCACTTTTGCAACTCGAGATTTACTAGAAGGAGAAATGGTTACATTGCAAATTAAGGAAGGTTTAGTAATGCAGTGTAATGGAATCGACGACAGTACGAGCATTTAACTGATACGAGTCCGTGTGTTCATGATATCTGCTAATTGGTTGCTTACAGAATGGAAAGTAGACCGTTCCTTTTATATCCTTTTGTCTAATACCTTTTAGAGATTATAAGAAATAATCTTATATCGTACCCTGACGAAATTCTATTGTGTCTCATTTTATTAAACTTTTCCATCACCTTATTATCTGCTGTCAAAACATAGAGTTAATTCATCTCACCATTCAGAGCTCTTTTTATAGTAAATTCTATTAAGAATCAATCGCTATGAAATTGGAGCGATTGGTTAAACCCAGGCAGAAAATACAGGTAACACCTCATAGTATGTAAATTCTCTAATTAAGTAGTTTAGTGATAAAGAGCAAGGAATAAGAATTGAAAGGTCTCAACTCCTGTAAGATGAGCTCAACTCTCCTAATGAAACATGTTAGTTACTCTTGGCTGGGCATCTTTAGCGGCTGTATTCAGTTTTTCCATTGCTATGGTAGTCTGGGGAAGAAATGGTGATGGTTCTATGAACTTCTAATGAGTGCAAGGGAATGGTCAACCAGTGAAACTATAATAAGTTTAAAAATAAATTTTATTCAAACCTTTAATTAAAAATCTTATAAACTCCTGTACATCCACAATTTTATTATCAGGCTTATAGAAAAAGGTTTTGTTCTTAATCTGTTTAAGCTATATTTTTACTTATTTCACTCAAATATTTATTTATTATACATAACAACAGCTGTTAATATTTCATTAACGTAAAGACAATTTTTACTGAATTACCCCTCATACAGTGATAACTCTATCGTATTTATAATGGTCAACCGTTGAGTGAATGTAGAAGAGGTATGGAATTTCTGAGTGTCTAATGTTAATTCTAACGACTTGCATTGATAAATACCGAAGATCCTATATTTGGAAAATATTCTATTCACTTTTTAAGTATTGATTTTAAGGATGTTCTACTATTTTGCAGTACCCAGACCGGCTCAATATTTCGTCAACATATCTTCCTCTCTTAATTATAATTGAGGGACTAAAGATCAATAACAGAAAGCTTTTCAACGGATAGTAATTCTTCTATGAACCAGTGAGATCATTATAACCCTATGAGATCTTGCTTGTACGATATAAGGTAATTCATTCTATATATATCAAGGCTAGTATGATATCAATCGCAAAGTGTACTCTATTAAAAAATACTTCCCCCTAGAGATAACAAAATGCGAGTCTGTCGTTTCGATAAGGTTAGCTAGTTGTTATATTGAAAAAACGTTCTTCTTAGTCTCCGCACCAATGGCACATGATAAAAAACTAAGTCTCTCCTCACGTTTATTAGATGAGCGAATAGTCTTCTTAGGAGAAGCCGTAACAGCCGAGGTGACAAATCGAATTGTTACCCAATTACTTTTATTAGAAGCTGAAGATTCTGAACAAGATATTTACATGTATATCAACTCTCCAGGTGGGAGTGTTTATGATGGATTAGGCATTTTGGATACAATTCAACATATAAAGCCTGACGTTCATACGATATGCGTTGGTCTCGCAGCTAGTATGGGAGCTTTTCTTCTTGGTGCTGGCACAAAAGGTAAGCGTTGTAGTTTATTTAACTCGAGAATTATGATACATCAGCCTAGCGGTGGAATAAAAGGGCAGGCTACCGATATGCGAATCCAGGCAAACGAAATTACTTATCTTAAGCATCGCCTTAATCTGGAATTGTCGAACTTTACAGGAAAAACTTTGGATCAGGTTGAAGCTGATACTGATAGAGACTTTTTTATGTCGGCTTATTCTGCAAAGGCGTATGGTTTAATAGATAAAGTTATATCTCGCAGGCCATAATAAATTATTCATAGATAATGAGTTTTCTTTAACGGAAGTACAAGAATCTTAGGATACGCAAGACACCTGAGATTCTGTTGTTTTTTTATTGGTAAGTACTATTGTGCAATATGAGTTGATCATTGTTTACAATAACCAACTATTGTACCACAGTTATATTCTTATAATAAAGAATAGCCCTAAAGTTATAAGGAAAATGCAAAGAGGATTTACAACTTATTCAAACTATCAGTAATTGGTCAGTGCTTTTAATGGTTTGAGATTTGTTCTTTTATACGACTTAAGTTTTGATGAACAAAATTCTAGCACGGAAACAAGCTTTTGCAGATTGTTGCCTTTGTAGTACACTTACTATAAAATATTAATCCTACTGGGATTGTAATCCTATGCAGTTTTTCCGCTCAATCATTCTACCCGGTTTCATAATTCTATTATTTATCCTAGCTCTTATAGTCGTGAGTGCCCGAATTTGGTTGCCGGGAGATATGTTGGCTCCTGCACCTTTCTCATAATGGACTCAGTATAATGTCGAATTCTGACTTTCTTTTCGACGAAGACTATCATGGACTTACGTTTGATCCTAAGATTCTCGAGGAAGAACTAGCTGAGGAAACACGTAGTGATCCTCTAGATGATCTAGATAATTTTGTTAGTGACGCAACTGATACAGCTGATAAGTGTGATATGGGACTTGAATTGCTGCAAGGTGATCATCAGGAACAAATGGAAGGGTTACGTATCTTCTGTCAGCATCGAGACCCTCGGTCAGTACTCTTCTTACTCCCTTTATTAAAGGCCACCTGTCCGATTCAGAGAATGAGTGCTGTTTGCGCATTAGGCCGAAATCCATCTCCATTGGCAGTGGAGACATTGCTAAGTTTACTTCACTATGACAGTAATGGTTACATACGAAAGGCTGTTGCCTGGACATTAGGGAAAAACTATTCTCGTGCTCCCGTGTTAAATCCTTTGATAAAGTCTCTAAGATCTGATATCGCGGCTGTACGTCTCAGAGCATGCAGCTCTATCGCAGATGCTGGATGTGTTAGTCAGATCCAAGCGGACTTAGCTGCAGTTGAATTATTACTAACTATATGCATTGACAATGAACCGGCCGTTAGAAGTGGTAGTATTTGGTCTCTGAGCCGGATCTATGGAATGCTACTAGATTCGCGTAAGCAAGAGGCTATGTATATAATTAATAAAGCAGCATTATACGACCCGGACTATACTGTACGTGATGAAGCCCGTATGATGCTGGAATTACTTGAAGATGCAACACTATTAGACCTTAACCTAGCTGACACAGAAGAAGATTGGTTAAATTAACTCAGTCATAAATATCTTCTCAGAATTGAGAGTATTGTTTGGGTATCCACGAGACTCACTTTTGATCAAACGTTGAGGCTGTTACGCAACGCTAGCCCTAAAAAGTAGTTTGCGTTAAGTGTATTCAGGATATTTATTCGATAACCCCTCAAACAGGTAGTTAAATTATCTGTAATTTTTGTAAGTAGGTAAGGCCACCATTTCCACCTATTACCCCTTATAGTCAGGACCAAATTGTTCTTCCACCCAAATTACTCTAAATGTCTCACTTAAGTACCATTAAAACCAAATTACGAAGTCGTGATCTTTTAATGAAAGCTTTACTCGAATTAGGATATTCTACCAAAGCAGAAGGGCAATCTAACAATAATAATCTAAGTCAAGTATCATCAAACAATGTAACTGTTTTCCAAAAGGAGTCTGGTAGTATCGAATTTAACTGGAATAAAGGTGATAAAAGCTATGAACTTGTTACTGATCTTGATAAATGGCAATTATCAATTCCCGTGGAGCGTTTTCTAGCCCAACTTACTCAACGCTACGCCTTATGTAATATTTTGGAATCATCTAGTTGTGAAGGATTCCAAGTAAAAGAACAAACACAGAACCAAGAAGGTGTTGTTGAACTGGTTTTAACCCGTTGGGAATCATAATTCAATAATGTCTGATTCACCATTGCAATTCGGTGATCCCTCCGCGGCTTTTCAGGTTTGTATCAATACTAATCGAATTGAGCGTACAGGTCTTGAGCCAATTCTAGGGGGAAAACTACGACAAAAAGCCGTATGGGTGGATGAAGCAACTTGTATAGGATGCCGATATTGTTCTCATGTCGCTGTTAATACTTTTGTAATAGAACAAAATCTTGGTCGTTCAAGAGCAATTAGGCAGGACGGTGATTCCACAGAATGTATCCAAGAAGCAATTGACACTTGTCCGGTAGATTGTATTCATTGGGTAGACTATGCTGATCTTTCTCGGTTAGCTGCCCAATTGAAAGAACAAGAGCTTTTACCCATAGGATTCCCTTCTCCAGCTCGGAAGAAAAGGAAATCCTAATTACACATATATTGTTACTTTGCAGATATTATTCACTTTTATACAAGCCAACTACATTACAACATAAGATCTCTTATTTTACCAACACACTGAGAGTATTAGAAACTATAAATGCTGAGTTGCTTACGCTTGATCCGGTCATAAGTTATAAGATCGCCTCGGGAGACTTTACACCATTCATTTTAATATTTGAGACAGCCTTTGTCGGTTAATCTTATACCTCACTCCTATCATTAACGCTGCCAAGAGGTTCTTTCGTTGGCAGTCCAGTTAACCGGGGATATATATCTGGGCATGGTATATACTGTCCAATCGTAATCGCATGCCGTACACCTCGATTACCTAGTAACTTACAGTGATCTAACCTTCTAATTCTACCACCTAATAACTGAAGAGCTAAGTTAAGCTCATGGGTATTTACATCGCTGCACTGACCTCTATAAAGTAAAGCCTCGCCAGAACGTGATAATAAGGGAAGTAAGTATTCTGCCACAGTGGGTGTTATAGCAACGGCTCTAGCCATTGCTAAGTCAAATCGACTTCTATAATTATGATTTTGTCCAGTTTTCTCTATTCTCTCTGTTCTCAAACTAACTCTATGTGATATTCCTAGATCCTTTACTATGGATGTAACGGCCTTGGTTTTACGACCTATAGAGTCAACTAAAGTCATAGAAATATTCGGCAGAGCAATTGCAACTGCTAAGCCAGGAAATCCTCCTCCAGTACCAACATCTATACACTTTAGAGTTCGTGGTTGATTTAACAACTTTTGTAAGGGCCACAAACTATCGAATATCTGATTGACCCAAAAATCATGACCGCTTACCAATCGAGTTAGATTTACATGCTTATTACAATCTTCCAGAAGGGCTTGCAAAAGCTTGAATTCTTCTAACTGTTCAGGTAACGGTTGCCAACCCAGAGCATTCCAAAAATCGTTTGTAGGCTGAAATGAGCCAATCTTATCAGCCATCGACATAGAGAGACACAGGACAATACCTTAAAATTTTGTGGTTTATACATCATAGGATCTTGAGCCACTACGAACTTCTTAAGGTCAAACCAACAGCAAGTGTCCAGGATCTTCGACAAGCATTTCGTACACTAAGTAAGCAATATCACCCAGACACTACTGCATTACCATCATCAGAGGCCGCAGTTCAATTCCAAGAACTCCAGCAGGCTTATGCGATTTTGATAAATCCAGAGCGTCGCAAAATCTATGATGCTGAGCTAGAATTAAATAAAGAAAGAACCTCTAAAAAGACCATAACGTTATCTAAAGTTGAGAGCCACCGAAGACCATTTTCAGGGGGAGAATGGTTTGCTATCATCCTTCTCTGTTTCTCTATGATGGGATGTTTAGTTCTTGGGCTAGTTTTAGTATGGATACGAGGTGATCAAGGGACATGGATGCCCGTCTGGCTAGAACAATCATATGCAATGGAACTCCAATTAAGAAACTGATCTTTCCCAAAGAAAGAGGTGTAAAAGCGTTTTAGGTATCTTCTATCTGCTTAATTTTATACGTATCAGCGATTAAATAGAATTGTAAATATTTGTTAGTAACTAATATGAATTCAATGTGGTTGATACTATTCAATAGCGCTATTCATATTCGCTGTCCTACTAGGATTAATATATCCCAGGTTAACTTAGCTCTATTGGAGCCCTGATTCCAAAAACGATTTAATTTACGTAATGCACCCGGATTAAGGGGATCCATCAAACTGGACTGAGCTCCAATAGTCCGTATTTGTCTGAGAAAATCTAATCCTTGCTTGGCACTTTGAGTAAATTGTAGGCGATCGACGTGTAATTCTGTTAAGTAATCGGCAGAAATAGCAATTAAATCTTCAGCCTTAGGTAAAGGTAATGCACTACACATAACATTTGCCTTATCCGCAGCCTCATACCATTGCGGAAAACTATCATTTGTAGGTAAGGCTAAAGCAAACCAACCACCTTTGGATAACTTCTGACACCATTTCTCTATGTGACGAGTAGGATGCAACAACCATTGTATTGCAAAGCTGCAGGCTATTAAAGATACTTGATGATTAACAGGGAGAGGTCCATCATTTAAGTTCCAGACAATAGACGGGCTATTTGGATTACAACCCAATAGAGTCATACTACGATCAATGGAAATCACCCGTTGATCTGGTTTATGAGCTTCTATTGCTCGGCTTAGGAATCCAGTCCCAGCTCCCAAATCTAGGCGCAGTCCTTTTGGCAAGGTGCAGTATTTGATTTGCCGAGCTAATCGCCATGCAACACTTCGCTGCAGACGTGCTGCAGGTTCATAATTTGAATGGGCAGAATCAAAATGGTAAGCGATTTTGCGGTGGAATGATTCAGGAGCATTGGATATAGATCTTTTCATAACTTGATCTCTAACCAATTAAAGATACACTGTAGAAGATTAGTCTGATGTAAGTTATGACCAATATTCTCTAGAGACCAATGAGTAATCGATAACTTATCACTCATATGATTAGCAAGATTTTCTACTAAATTTTTTTTTACGGGGGCAGCGACGATTCGGTCACTTTGAGTATTCACGATCAATAAAGAGGCATCTGCAGGAAAGCCAGCAGGTAAATGTGTGACTTTAGCTAATTTATGTAAATCTTCTAACAATCGCAACCGACCCAACCTTGAAATAGAATTTTCTATAAATGTGAGGGAAGTCATATCTGTTGAACTTGGTAAATTAGCCTGAATCAGAAAAGTTATTAGAGTATCTTTTTCTCTGCAGAAATTAATATCATTAATCATTCTTGTAATTTTTCTTTCGAGAAAATGTTGATAATTACATGACGGTATAAAACGATTAAAACTATTCAACAATACTATTATTTCTGCTGAGGCTAAAACTGTTGTAGGCAATAAATATAATCCGAAAGAATGTACCATTAATACACGTGGCCCCTGTGTCCGCATATGCTTATGTTTCCATTGAGGTGTGACTACAGGTAAAGAACCATAACCACGCTCCCCGTTCTGCCAACTCCAACCTTTATACCTAGCAAATTCAGCCCAGTAATTCCATCCATTAGAATCACCTGACCAACCATGCATTGCAATGATTTCTCCGGTTTGATTCATTGAGGTCCTACTTATAATAAGTTTTTAAGTAACCGTGAAAATGTATTTGTAGGGATACCTCGACTTAAGACAAATCTTATTCTAGATTTCGCGTTAGGAACTGTTGGGGGACGAATTGCTGGACAGGATAAGCCAACTTCTTCAAGCCTCATTTTTAATATTAAGGTCTTGGAATCATCACCGAGGATGAGGGGAATAATCGGTCCTATACCTTGCGGCCTTTGCCAACCAGCTTCCTCTAATTGATTACGCCAGTGAATTGAACGTTTACAAAGATCTGTTCCCCAGAAAGGATGATTTTGTATTAAATCTAATGCTGCTAGTGTTGCAGCCACTAAGGGTGGGGCCAAAGCTGTAGAATAGCGGAAAGCACCACTAGTTTGTAGTAACCAATTACCAATAAGGTTATTAGTTGCAAGAAAGCCTCCACCACTGCCAAATGCTTTACCGAACGTACCACTAATCATATCTACCCCCGGGTAATTGTAAGTTAGCCCACGGCCACCAGGCCCTAAAATACCAACCGCGTGGGCTTCATCAATCATTAATCTAGCTTTGTATCTTTTACATATAGTAAGAAGGTCAGGAATATTCGGACTAGTACCTTCCATGCTAAATAAACTCTCACTTATTACCAATAAGGACTGACTAGGTGATTTCTTTCTTATGACTTTCAACTTGTACTCAAGATCAGTTAAGTTATTATGTTCAAAACGTTTTAACTTAGCACCGCTACAGTGTACTCCAGTCAATAAAGAATAATGTATTAATTTGTCGGCCAATATTAAAGTATGGCGATCAGCTAAAGCTTGGACACCTGCCAAATTCGCTTGGAAACCACTAGGAAATAAAAGAACTTTTTCTCGTCCCAACCAATGTCCTAGAGTAGATTCCAATTCAAAATGCAGTGAGCGAGTACCACTGACGAATCTTGATGCGCCACTACCAACTCCATTACATTGAGTTGCCACTATAGCGGCATTTTGCACATCAGGATGTTGGCTTAAGCTTAGATAATCATTGCTAGCCAGATTTAATAGTGGTTTCAAATTTGAGCTTTGTTGAAAAATTATACTACTCTTAGGATTTAGACCATGTAAAATCCTGCGTCGATCATTAGGTATAGAAGTTAATTTCTGGTACAGTTCGTATTTAGAGCTATATTCTGTACTAGGTGTTAAGTGGTTCACGTACTACGTATGCTTGCATGTGAAATTTATTTTAACCTTAGTAGTATTTCATGGAGAAAGGAGATAATTTTATTTGACCTGCGTAGAAAATATGCATCTTTAGACAAAATAAAAATACAGTGTCTTAAAATATATTCTCGGATGTCACTGATACAATTGGAATGAAACAATTTTATTTTTCTGAAACTCAAGGACCACCGTATTCGGCAAGATATCATAGAGTTTGAATAACGCTCTGTGCAAAATATACTGATTTGGATTTTTAACAATAAGAATGTCGTCTAAAGATATTCCATTGATCCGTCAGAACAAATCAATAAAGAGTACAAAAGCTCTTGTCTTTTTAGTGTAGAGACTGAGAAATTTTAGAATCCACTCTTCCCGTCTGTCTGACGTGCCCGAGAGGATTCATCCAAGTTATATCTTTCCTTTCCCTTTAGATCCCTTCCAGCTAGAATCGATTGAAGCTTTAAATCAAGGACATTCCCTAGTTGTTAGTGCTCCTACTGGTTCTGGGAAAACCTTAGTAGCTGAGTATGCTATTTATCGCGCCTTAAGTCATCACCAAAGAGTCTTTTATACAACACCATTAAAAGCTCTTTCTAATCAAAAATTAAGAGATTTTCGTAAACAATTTGGTGTTGAACAGATAGGTTTACTCACGGGAGATATTACTTTAAACAGGAATGCTGAAATACTAGTAATGACTACAGAAATTTTCCGTAATATGTTCTATGGTGTATCGAATATACAAGAGGATCCTCTTCAAAAAGTAGAAGCTGTAATCTTAGACGAGTGTCACTATATGAATGATGCTCAACGTGGTACAGTATGGGAAGAATCGATAATACATTGTCCACTAAATATACAAATAGTGGCACTGTCTGCAACTATTGCTAATGCAGGTCAACTAGCTGATTGGATTGATCGGGTGCATGGACCAACAACCCTAGTTATGAGTGATTATAGACCTGTAGCACTAAGATTTAATTTTTGTAGCATCAAGGGTTTACACCCCTTAGCAGTAACTCAAACGAGGAAGGCCGACTACCAATTACAAACCTTTAAGAAGGGTAAGACGACACAAGGTATACTGAAACATAATAAAATAAATACATTACACGTCGAGATCCCGCCGATTCAGTTCGTATTACTTCAAATGGCTGAACGCCAAATGCTACCTGCTATTTACTTTATTTTCAGTCGCCGAAACTGTGATAAAGCCGTGACGGAATTGCATGAAATTACTCTAGTTACTCAAGCAGAACAGATTCGTATCAAGCATCACCTTAATTTATACAAAATTAATCACCCTACAGCTATTCGTGAAGCTTGTCATATCGATGCTCTAAGACGAGGTATTGCTGCGCATCATGCTGGTATACTCCCGCCATGGAAAGAGTTAATAGAACAACTGTTTCAAGAAGGACTCATTAAAGTCGTTTTTGCCACCGAAACGTTAGCGGCAGGAATTAATATGCCTGCTCGCAGTACTATAATTTCATCATTATCCAAACGTACTGAAACAGGACATCGTCCTCTACAAAGTAATGAGTTTCTACAAATGGCTGGTCGAGCAGGGAGAAGAGGATTGGATAAACAAGGATATGTTGTGATCGTTCAAAGTCATCTCGAAGGTATTGTGGAAGCAACACAGTTAATTAATAGTAAGTCTGATCCTTTGACTAGTCAGTTTGTCCCAACTTATGGAATGGTAATTAGTCTTATGGAGCATAATAATTTAAATCAAGCGAAAGAGATAATAGAAAGAGGTTTCGGACAGTATTTAGTTAGTTTAAACTTTGCAAACAGACAAGCTACTATTAAACGATTGAGATCTCAGTTATCTAGCCTCAACCAACAAAGAATTCCCCTTACGATAAAAGAATCTCAAGTTAACGAAAAGCTCAATAGTTGTCTAAGAGAGGAGAGATATATACTCTCATTATTACATCAAGAGTGGAATGAAAAGTCAAATCCAATCTTAACCTCAGTGTTAAGATTGTTAAAAGAAGGAGTATTAATCAATGTTAGAATTACCAGCCAAAATAATGCTATTTTCCCTGCTGTTCTAGTCCGAAAGATCAATAGACCCAGTCAGTCACCTCTTATCCTATGCCTTACTTGTGAAAATATATGGGTATTGTTACCCTGTAACTCAATTGTTCGCTTGCACACGGACATTGACTACCTGAACCTGAATAATATAAATTCGCCATCTATTAATCATCCTGGACCATTAATCATTGGAGATAACCGAAGTATGCGATTAGCTTTAGCTATAGCGCATATAGTCAATTATTCTAAAATGATAATACAGATATCAAAAGCAGATGCTAGCCTTAGGAGTCAGCTAAAATTAGGAATTGTAGAGAAACGAGATTTCAAGAAAGAGTCTGCTGCAATTCAAGAATACCGAAGAAATATCAAAAGACATAAACGTGAAATTCTAAAGTTAGCTGCTGAAATAAATCATCAGGAAGTTGAACTTAAGGATCAGACTAGATCTTATTGGGATATGTTTTTATCTACGGTTGAAATCCTACAACATTTTGGTTGTATATATCAACTGAAGCCAACGAGTATTGGACGGACTATTAGCTTAATTCGTGGAGATAATGAGCTTTGGTTAGGATTGATACTAGTCAGTGGCCATCTTGATGATTTACAGCCTTCAGAGTTAGTAGCTGTTGCAGAGTCGATCACTGTTGAGATCAATCGACCAGATATTGCATGTACTTATATGGTTTCTTTACCGGCAAATAAAGCCTTTCACGCTATCAATGAAATTCGCTGTGAATTATTGCAAGCACAACAACATGCAAGAGTTTCGATCCCAATCTGGTGGGAGCCAGAATTGATGGGTTTAGCACAAGCTTGGAGTAATGGGGTGGCATGGAATAATTTAATCCAGAATACTTCGATTGATGAAGGAGATATTGTAAAAATAATGCGACGTACAATAGACTTTCTATCTCAAATACCTAATTGTCCAACAGTAAGTGAGAAGTTACGATCAAATGCTAGTATGGCCCTGAATACAATTAATCGGTTTCCTGTATCTGACAGTGAGCTCTGGTTAGATGGAAAAGAATAGAAAGTACATATTTGATAGGTTAATTTTATTTTGCAAGAAATTGCTTTCTTCAGCTTCAGTTAACGACAATCTTAAACGAATTAGCTAATTTTGACTGAGGTCATATCAATAGAATGATTTCATTGACATTGCACTTCAATTTGATTTGCAGTGTTATTTAACAACTTCTATTTTTGAATTGACCTGAGTGACTAAAAAAGAACGGTTAGATCTTCATTTACTTAACTTAGGACTGGTCGCAGATTGTCAGGAAGCTCAACAGTTAATTCTCGCAGGCAAGGTGCGTGATCCTCATGGCCATTTACTGGATAAACCAGGATTGGAAGTCTCCTTTCATCTATTACCTATTATTGAAAAACAATCACGTTTTGTATCCAGAGGAGGCGAAAAATTGGCTGCTGCACTGGAGTACTTCCCAATTCAAGCTCAGAATCGAGTTTGTCTAGATGGTGGTATTTCTACAGGTGGGTTCAGTGATTGCTTATTGCAGAACGGTGCTAGATGTATATATGGTATTGATGTTGGTTATGGTCAACTAGCCTGGAGCCTGAGAATCGATCCTCGTATAATATTAAAAGAACGTACTAACCTACGCTATTTAAAGTTTAAAGATTTATATAACAAAACAGATCCATTACCTGACTTGGCTGTTCTAGATTTATCTTTTATTTCCTTGGCTTCGGTGCTTCCAGCTTTAAAACGCCTAGTAATTAGCCCTAGGGCAGATATTATATTGCTTGTGAAACCACAATTTGAAGTCGGACGAGAGTTTATAAGTAAAGGTGGAGTTGTTCGAAATGTCTCTGCTCATTTATATGCTATCAAGAAGATAATAGCTGCAACATTAACCCAGCAATGGAGACCCATAGATTTAATGTGCTCTCCAATTACGGGACCTGCTGGGAATCATGAATACTTGCTATGGGCTTCTGGATGTGACTCCTACCCCAAAGACACTAACACTAGTTGTAGAAGAATGAGTATGAACAACTTAGTCTCTTGGGAAAGTATAGAATCGCTAGTTAGAATTAATTTACAGGAATGAATACCCGAATCAAAGTACTTGATTATTACGGTCACCAGTTCTTATTTGTATAATTTCATCAATCGGGATAATAAAAATTTTCCCATCGCCAATCTCTCCTGTTCTTGCTGCATCAGATATAGCCTTTACTACATCTTCAACACAATCATCTTTGACAATGACTTCTAACCGCAATTTTTGTAGAAACTCGACAGTAAACTCGGACCCTCTATAACGCTCTACTTGAGCTTTTTGACGACCAAATCCTCTTACTTCGGTTACGGTCATACCAAAAACTCCAGCATTTAGTAGCGCAATTTTTACATCTTCCAATTTAAAAGGACGAATAACAGCCTCGATTTTTTTCATGGAGTTTTGTCGTTAAGTTGGTATAGGATCAGTATGCCAGACGAATTTATGATACAGAGAGCACATCAACTTATTACATCTGACTTCCCATAGCGACTTGAGCAGAAAGCCTGGTTTTTCTTATTTTAACATAGAACTTGGCATTTTATTCTCAGCTTCATGAACTCAGTGAGAATCACAACTAATTAACTAACGAATTTTGTTATTCATTACCTTTGAATAATATGTTCCAATGCTTACTTACAAGTATAAGGCAAACCAAGGTAAATAATTTAGGCACCCTCGTGATAGCATAAGCTCATTTTATAAACTGTTTGACGTCATGTCACTTAACTCTGAGAGAACACTAACTCCTCGGTACGGTGAACGAATTATCAATGAAATTGATTTGATTTGCTTTGAGAATCCAAAGCCCAGTCGTCCATATGAAATATCGATTGAATTCCCAGAATTCACATGCAAATGTCCCTTCTCTGGATATCCTGACTTTGGAGTATTGTATTTACTTTATCAGCCAGGACCGTTAATTATGGAACTTAAGGCCCTCAAACTATATATGAATCGTTATCGTGACTTGTCAATCTCTCATGAAGAAGTTACCAATAAAATCATTGATGATTTGGTTGCAGCCTGTAGACCTATCTGGATGCAACTGAAGTCGGATTTTAATCCTCGCGGCAATGTGCATACTATTGTAAGGGTTACAAATGGGGTGCGTCAAGATTGTTGAATCGCAGATATGAATGTAGGTAGTTCACATGCAAAGGCTGTGAATCCTCGATTAGAAAGACCTCCTATATGAATTCTTTGTCCTGCGAGTTCAGCAATAGCCCAAATCTGGCGAGTAGCTACTAGGCTTAAACTACCCCCTAATAATGCAATACCAAAGCCTGTATATACTAGAGGTACACCAGGATCTCTTTTGAACAATAGTCCGCTAGCTGGTAAAATTGATCTTACCCTGATCTTTAAACCATTAATATTAATGCTTTCACCTCCAGGTATAACACTACCTAAACTAGTACCATCAGGACCAAAGATTTCTACTGGCCCTTTTTCACTACTAAGGGCTAGTAAGATTGGATCACTTCCGTCAGGGTTTGTGGGTAATACAACTCCCCAAACTTGATTGCCTAATTGCGGAAATTCTTCAAGAGGTAACTGTAAAAAAGGGCTATTCCCTAATTGAACAGTAATGGCAGCTAACGCCCAATCTGCCTGGTACACTGTCATGCCTCCGTATCTGAGAGGATGATTTACGCTGATTTCATAGCGTACACCCTTTGCCAAATCACTTGGTCTAATTTTACTATCCTGAATGGTATCTCTTAAGTATAGCAGGGAACGATATTGTTCTGTTCGACCAACCGGATCTCTATCAATCTGGAAACTTTCAAGAGCTATATTGACCTGACTTTTTCCATGAGAATTGAGTAATTCTATCTCTCGCCCTGGAGCTAGGAAACGCTCTAATCGATGTCCTCCTAACACTCCCCACACGGCACCTATCATAATCATTATTAAGCCCGTATGAACTAATAGCGGTCCGACCCTCCCTGCTATTCCTCGGCGAGCAGCTAAACGTTTTTCTATTATACGCACTTGCCAGCCTTGCTCTCTTAATAATTCTCCTAATCTTTGGAGACTTCCATTTGGATCATTACTAATCATCGTTTCTGCAAGTGCCAGTTTACTTAACTGTCTTGGATGTTGATAATCAACCCAGCGTAAAGTGGCCTGAAGGGCTGGCCATTGTCGTCGCCAACTACAAAGTATTAATGCCACTCCTAACCAAGCTAATAAGGCAAGGAACCAATCACTCGAATAAACGTGATCTAATTGCAACTGTAAAATTGAATCCCCGCTGAATAACCCCAACCAAGGAGATGACTCATAGCTTTGTTGATAACTCTGCGGACTTTCTTGTTGCGGTAATGCTGTCCCCAGACCGCTAGTAATAGCTATAACCAGTAGTAAGAAAATAGCTACGCGTAAATTAGAGATCCACTGTGAAATATCTTTCATTGATCAATTCCAGCGAGCAATTAAACTCATTATTCCACAGATCACAAATATTATACCACTGAGAGCTGGTACTCTATTCCCAAAAGACTGTAATGTCAACAAACGGGATACATTAGTAATAGCCGTTCCTGCAATTAATAATGGCAAAACTTGACCAGCTCCAAAGCAAGTCAACAGGAATACACCACTGATCGGCCGCCCACTTTGAGCAATCCAGCTCAGTAGCACAGCCAATACAGGAGTAATACATGGAGATGCAGCAAGCCCAAAAGCCAAGCCTGCTCCTAATGGTGCTAGTGGGGGTGGCATTTTGCGACGCCATACCTCTGGATCAGGTCCGGTAGGCAAGGGAATCTCAATTATTCTGAGCAAATTCAGTCCCATTATGATGGAAAGTATCGATACACCTATGGAAACACTATGTGGTACTTGTCCATATATACGCCCGACTAGACCACTTGCCAATCCTAAAATTGTCATCGCGGTTACAATGCCAGAACTAAATATGAGACTTCGGACCCATGGTTTGTTTTCATGATTATCAAAACCAGCTAAGTAAGCTATTGTGACAGGCAATAAAGAGAGGGCACACGGACTTAAACTTGTTAAGACACCACCTAGGAAAACGATCCCTAATGTCAAGGGATTTGCAGATATCAGGCCTCGCTCAATTATAGTGTCAACACTATAAGAGAATTCAGTAACATGATCGAAAAAGTTATACATTCCCCTGAGATCAATCTAAAGGCTAATAGGTGAGTCTATCCAAGGAGTTTTGTCTTATGTCTGTAAACCTTGGCTGTACTTCTGGATGATTCTAGCGCACAACGAATTAATAAACCAGATGTTAATAAGTTAGCCCATAAAGCATTACCTCCGTAACTGACCATAGGCAATGGGAGACCTGTCGTAGGTAGCATGCCAGATGCTACAGCGATATTAGCAATTGATTGACCTATTAAGAGCGTTGTACATCCAATTGCCAATATTCGGGATCTATTATCCTTACAAAGATAGGCGATTCGAAGACCTAAGAAGTTAAAAAATAATAAAAACACTAACATAACTAAAGAGCCCGTAAAACCAAATTCCTCACCGAATATAGCAAAGATGAAATCCGTTTCTTTAATTGGTAAATATTGAAGTTTTTGAATAGAGAAACCATAACCTTGACCAAATAATCCCCCAGATCCTAATGCTAATAAGCTTTGTACTAACTGATGTCCATTGCCATTGGCATCTCTCCACGGATCTATAAAAGAAGTAATTCGCACTAGTTGATATTTATTAAATAAAATACTTGTCACGCCTATAGATAGACCTAACATAGCCGCAATTACTAGACTCCGAAAATTAACACCTGCAGACCAAGCCACAAGCCATATGAGAATTCCTATCATGGCGGCAGTGCTAAGATTTGGCTGTTTTAATATTAAGCAAATTAGGAAGCCAAATGTACCTAGCCACAACATTCTGATCTTGCTAGTCCTCAGTCCTAGCTCATTGAGAATATTAACGCTCTGCAATAGAACAAAAGGTTTAATTAGTTCAGACGGTTGGATCTGCAAAGATCCAATCATTAACCAGCGACTTGCTCCATTAATCGTACTCCCTGCAATGAGTGTCGCCATTAGAAGTAGGCAACCACCTAGTAATGCATATGGTGCGAATCTTAACCAGAAACTAATTCTAGTTCTAATTGCCAACAAACAAATTCCGGCTCCCGCCACTAACCAACTAGACTGTCGTTTTATATGATATAGTCCATCACCCATCTCTTTTACACCTGTCCACCAACTAGCAGAAATAAGTACAAGGCCTCCAAACAAACACCATAATATAATCAAAAGGGAGAGTAATTCGACCTCAGGTAAATATCTATGCCAGGGAATTTCTAGTGTTTCTTTTTTGAGTTTTGTCTGATATTTGAAGATTTGTTGTAAATTTGTTCCTTGCTGTTTATATTTCATTTTCGCCGTAAATTCATGATAGTTTAATTGAATTGCTACACTATTTGATGATTATAGCAATATTGGATTTACCGTGGCAAAGCTTAAATAAAAAATCCCGGCCTTTAAGCCAGGATTAGAACAAATATTAAATAGTAGCCTCTTTTCTACCTAATTACCAAGATTCACTTGTCTACGACCAGTAGCTAATTCAACCTTGAGAATCTTTCCTCCCTGTTTCATGATTCGCTGTTGCTCAGCAAACCAACTATGGTAAGGCACCCATTTAGTAAAGAAAGTATTGTGCAGTTCACGTTGGGTGCGAACCTTTTCTGGACAAGGGATACAAGCAGTAACTTTGAATAGGCGCATAAAATATCCTCAGATTATATTAATTACCTAATCCAGAAGAAATATAATCAAAATAAACTGCCATCTCACGACCTGCATCAGGACCAACCAAAGCGGCAGTTGCCTCCTTCATTGCCTGAATTGACTGAACAGTTGCACCAATAGGTACACCTAGAGAGTTATAGGTTTCTTTAAGACCATTTAATACACGCTCATCGAGAATAGATGAGTCTCCTGCTAACATTGCATAAGTAGCATAGCGGAGATAGTAGTCTAAATCACGAATACAAGCAGCATACCGGCGAGTGGTATACATATTACCACCGGGACGGGTAATATCAGAATACAGTAAAGATTTTGCAACAGCTTCTTTAATAATCGCAGAAGCATTTGCACTAATTGTTGCCGCAGCTCTTACACGGAGTTCGCCACTAGCAAAATACTGCTCGAGGCGGCCCATCGAACCTGCGTCCAGATAGAGACCTTGAACGTCTGATTGGTTGATGACGTTAGTGATGGCGTCTTGCATGTTTCCTATGAAAGGGCAATAAATGAAAGATAAGTAACCTTAAGAAAGGGCACCTACAACGTAATCAAAATAGACGCCGGCCTCTTCTGCATCGCTACCGGTAAGGATGCTCATGGCTACAACTTTCATTTCACGTACAGCTGCTGCCATAGCTTCTAGAGGGGTACCCAGAGCGCGATACATCTCGCGAGCACCGATAATACCAATTTCTTCTATTGGTGTTACATCACCAGCTACAACCCCATATGTTACAAGTCGGAGATAATAATCCATATCTCGTAGACAAGATGCAGTCATCTCTTCGCCATAAGCGTTACCACCAGGCGAAATTACATCAGGGCGTTTTTGGAAAAGTTGGCCACCGGCTTGCTTAACTATACGCTCACGGCTATCGGCCAATACTTGAGCTACACGTAGACGGCGTTGTCCGCCCACTACGAAAGACTTGATTTGATCTAATTCACCAGGGCTAAGATAGCGGGCTTCGGCGTCCGCGCTGATGATCGAGTTGGAGACGATGCTCATGCAGTTCTGCCTCGAAACGAGCGGTCGCCTTAACGGAGACCGATATCCGGTGGGTAAGGGTGAGCGCCTTTCGACTTAGAGAGCGGCTAATCCAACTTCTCTTCTATCTTTAAGGCAGCAATCAGGTAACTCTGATCGCCAATTCATTCTGTGGCAAATTAAACATCTATTCGCTTCATAGTCACACTTCTTCATAGCAGTGAAAACATTGAGATCCCTGCCCCAGATAAGGATTTCAGCCGAGTTGTAGATATCTATGCTTGGATTAAATTGAAGATAAGGTTTACCAATCTTCCCCATAGTTAGAAATCATCTTAATGTTTCTCGTACGAGAAACATTAAGATGATTTCTAACTATGGGGAAGATTCTTTTGAGTAAATACCGTTTCTAAAGAAAACATCTTGCCACTCAAAGAGATACTTTGAGTGGCAAGATGTTTTCAGATTATCTTAAAATTAAGCTACTTCTTTTCCTGAAAAGACGTAAGCTGCATTTCCTTGATATAATGAAGCTGTACGATTAATCGTATCCAGAGAAAGACCATTTACACTGGATAAACCGATTAGTGCAGGGACGGTATTACGACCGAAGGTCTTCTTATATTCGTTGCTATCTAGTATTTCTTCAATAGCTGCTTTTTGACCAGACTTAGAACGCGTTGTCAGGAAGCGACTCACTTCTTTTGGTGTTCCACTACGTCCTAATAGAGTTAAACAAGCAACTGAACCACTCTTAATAGGTGCAAGTCTGCTCAGAGGCTCTTGGAACAAATTAGAAGTAGCGACTCGTGTAACAAACTCTGCTACGTCTAAACGCTCATTCCGAAGTTGTGATTCAGCAATCACTAATCTTTCAGAATCAAATGGTACACGGTTTAATAATTGTCTGTATGTTGCTTCAATAACTTGTGTAATTCCTTCAGGAGTGATCGGACGTTGAAGCTTAACTATACCTGCACTACCCTTACTTCTTCCGAAACCATCACGTTTTGATTGCTTTAATTTTAAAGCTTGTTGCATAGAATCATTACTGGATTTAGCCTTAATTAAGGCTAAATTCGCTCCACTTATACTTGCTCTCCACTGTGAACCAGCTAAAGATGGTACAGCTTTAGCTGTGTACGAGGATGCAGTTCCAGTAATACTACTTTGCCACTTTGGCTCACGCCAACGACGCTGAGGTGATGGATCTTGTTTAATACTTCCTGGACCCTGGATTTGAGTTATACTTTCCTCTTGTGTATTCCGATCTTCACCACTAATAGCAGCAGTCCAAGAACCTCGTACCACTGTACGACGATCAGGTAAATTGCGCTGTGTTAAATCTCCAGTAGTTTTGACCTTCTCAGATATTGCAAGATCAGGACGCTTGGCTAGGTTGATATCTGCATAAGCAGTCGTATCAAGAGCACGTCTCAAGGATGGCACTCGTCGAGTACGAAGATCTGTTGGAGTAATAAAACGCTCATATGGAACAGTGTACTCACCAAAGGCTGAATTATACTCAACACTATTTACTATAGCATCTATGATGCCATAGAAACCGGAACGGGCTGCGGTATCAAACAGGGCATCAATTTCCCATCTTCCGAATGTTGGTCTACCGAGTAAGCGTCGGTGCATTATCTCGATAGCTTTAGTAATGTATAGACCATCCCAATATCTACGGCGGAAGGCTTGAGAGCGAGCTACTTGACGAACGAATTCACGCAAATTAAGGTCACCATTCTCCAATTTTATTTCTTCAGTTTTTAGTTGCTCTCCCGCATAGCCAGAGTTACCTAAAACCTGTGCGTATACAGCCTTTATCACAGCCTGCATACTTGATTCTGTGCCTCTAATACTTGGTTGACCGCTACGAGTAGGTACGGAAGAACCGCCTGTAGCAATTTGGCTCATACGAACCACTTTAGGACCAACTTTGCGTGACTGAGCAGATCTAAATTCTGGGCTATTCATCTGACCAGGTTCACGCATACCGTTACCTACTAGAATACGCCTAGTATCGTAGCCAAAGTATGCTGGACGAGTAGATACCGATGCTGTACTCGAAGGGAAAATAGCACCATATGTTAGAGCAATAGGATCATTACATCCCCCATAAGGATGCTGATCACCTAAAGGCTGTCGATAAGATGCGTAGAGGGTAATATATTGTGGTGCTCCCTCAAAAGGGGCACTAAATTTGAAAAGCTTACGATTTGATCCCCAACCAGCACTTTCTTGAGCTTCTTCCCCAAGATCGCGTAAGTAAGGGACCGTTTCTTCTCCAAATACCTGCGCATACTCCATTGAGTTAATAATGGAGTCAACTAGTCCAGGTAAACCTTGTTCGCTAACGATAGCAAATCCACGACGGAATTCCTCAATAGAGCTAATTCCTCTACCAAGAAAATGCCTATATGCTAATTCCAGCACCCGACTATTAGTAAAACGGCCATAGAATTGACGTCTATATTCCTTGCTGCGACCTAGAGCTCTTATGAACTCCCGCATAGATATTTGTCCTTGAGCTACTTGTGTAGCCTCAACAGGACATACTTTCTGAGAATAGGCCTTGACGATATCGCGCTCAAATACTTGACGATAGGCAGCTCTTATGATTTCAGCCTTCTGCTTACCATCTAAACCTGGCTTCATTACAAATCTTTGTGCGCCTTCTGCTGCTAAAGCGTATATAGCTGGCAACTGCAGACCCTGACTTACGGGACTCCCCAGTCTCTGTAGAGAACTAGGAGTAGGTACATTTAATTCTCTTAAGAGCACGTTGAAGCATTCTACTACAAGCGTTCGCGTCTCAGGCTCTTCAGGGAAAAGACCGGCGGCTGCCGCTCTCATTTCCTGAAGAGCGACGTTTGTCGCTGCTAATGAACAACCTTTCTCCAGAATATCACGCAAGCCCCGTGTATTGACTGCCAGAATACTAGGGTCTCCTGCAACTATCGCATAGCCAACATACCTTAAGAACCATCCCATGTCCCGTAATGATTTACGCATCCGGGTGGGACCGTATCTACCTACTGCAATGGGACTAAAACCACTAGGTAGGATAACTCTTACGTCTGTGTCTCCCCCGCTACCCAAGAGACGGTTTAATTTAAAACGACCCTTGCTACCACCCCCGGTGAATGTACGAACGGAAATAGCAAATGCAGCTTTATCTGAGGCTAAGAATAATTCGTCTTGCTGCTTGGGTACAGAGCTTAAGGGTTTATCAAGATACGAAAGAGGTGTTCCACCAGCGAAAATACGATTAGCAGCTTGGGCTACTATTGCGTCTGCGTTAGCCGAGATGCGCTGGGCTGCAATGATCCTATAACGGCCACTACGAAAAAATGTAACTAGGTTTCCTAATTCCCCACCATCAGGAAATCTATCTTGTTGCTCTGCCTGACGGACGCTGGAGAGCGGCAGTGTATCGTACAACTGTGGGGAGACCCTTGGGCTGCCGCTGCTAGCTGTCACAGTCATCGACCAGAGTTTACTCGGATCGATTAATGCTACGACTTATAGAAAGTTAGTCTCGCTGGCCATGAACAAATCTTTGCAGGTACGTCTCAGTAAGAAAGCCCACTGTTTCTGAAATGCTTATCCCCGTCCTTCAATAGTATTTTCCAATGCATTCTCCTTACGAAAACCTGCAAAAAGACGCTGCCACACGCTTAGTTAGTGCTTTCTATGACCGTTTCCCTTATCCTGGAGATCCTCTTCAGGATGGCCCCCCACCAGGATATAATTGGCGTTGGTCATATACTAATGTTGTTCATGCTTGTACAGGAGCGACTCCTGCTATCAATGCAGGGGAGAGTATTCGAATCCTAGATGCAGGATGTGGAACAGGTGTAAGCACAGATTATCTATGTCATTTGAATCCTGGTTCAGATATACTGGCTATAGATATTAGTAGTCATGCGCTAGAAGTTGCAAGAGAGAGATTACGCCGTTCTAATGCACAGCAACAAGTTACTCGACTCCGACAAGAACAGTGTTCTATCCTCGATCTGAATCAGGAAGATTCTTTTCATTACATTAACTGTGTTGGAGTTCTACACCATTTACGAGACCCTCAAATGGGGTTACAAAGTCTCGCTAACTCTTTAGTACCTGGTGGATTAATACACTTATTTTTATACGCTGATGGAGGACGATGGGAAATTCATCGTACACAAAGAGCCTTAAAATTAATGGGAATAGGGAGTAATGATAAAGGATTAACGTTGGGTAGAAAACTTTTTAAAGAATTACCCCCTGACAATAGGCTTAGGAAACACCATGAACAGCGTTGGGCTCTGGATACAGCCGCCGATGCTAACTTTGCTGATATGTATTTACATCCACAAGAAACCAGCTACAATCTAAGTAAGCTGTTTAATTTAATCAGATCCGTTGATTTAGAATTTATAGGATTCTCTAACCCAAGCGTATGGGATTTGAGCCGATTGTTATCTAGTGAACTTCTCGAACTGGGACTATCACTGCCAATAGAGAAACAATGGCTACTAATGGAAGCACTGGACCCAGACATTAGTCATTTTGAGATCTTTATATCTAAAGGCCATATCTCACATTATGACTGGCATAATATCAATAGTTTAAAATCAGCCACCATAATGGTTAATAAGTGTTTATGGGGTTTCCCTTCTTCATCCATGCTCGGGCCAGATTTTGAGCCATTAACGCTAGACGTAGAGGAAACGAAGATTATTCAATTTCTAGAGCAAAATTTAAATCAGATAGACATAAATCAGATACTCAATATCAATCATTCATCTACTCAAGATTTAGTTCAAAGATTGCTAAAAAAACGAGTACTAATTGTTTCGCCCACCAATATAGAAAATTTCTCAAGTTCCAAGAAAAAGCTCGAAAAAGCGTGATAGATTTCAGCCGATTTCCCAGGCGCTTTTGCAGGCACTTCTTGCGATTGACTCCGAAGCGGTAAATACCGCTGAGCAAAAAAGCATAGAAGACTATGCCCAAATACAGCGCCGCTTGCTATTTGCCACACTAATTGTTTCATTAGCAGTATTCACTATTACTGCTTTTGTATTCAGTTTGTTCGTAGCACGTAGCTTACTAGTGGGAGCTATAGCGGGTGTTCTTTACTTGCGACTACTAGCTCGTAGTGTAGCGAACCTTAACGGGTATTCCCGTCGAGTTAATCGCTCCCAGCTATTAGTTCCAGTAGTCTTAGTTGTGGCCGCATCCCGCTTTTCCCAGCTCGAGTTTCTGCCAGCATTTCTTGGTTTCCTGCTTTACAAGCCAGCTTTGCTGATTCAGGCAATTCTCGACGCCTGAACCTGCACAATTTTTCCATTCCCCATGGTTTCGTTGTCCTTCCCTTTCCATATCGCCGAGCTAGAGGTTGGTCAACACCTCTATTGGCAAATCGGTCATCTCAATTTACATGGGCAGGTATTCATCAGCTCCTGGGTTGTAATTGGTGCTCTTTTAACGTTAATCGTAGTGGGAACTCGCAAAATGGAGCGAGATCCAAAAGGGGTACAAAATCTATTAGAGTTTCTTTGGGATTATATAAGGGACCTTGCACGTGAGCAAATTGGTGAGAAAGCCTACCGGGACTGGTTACCTTTCATCGGTACACTATTCTTGTTCATATTCGTATGTAATTGGGGAGGTGCGTTGGTCCCTTGGAAGTTAGTTAAACTACCAAGCGGTGAGCTAGGAGCACCTACGGCTGACATTAACACCACTGTAGCAATGGCCTTACTGGTGTCTCTATCGTATTTTTATGCTGGTCTTAGCCGAAAAGGCTTACGATACTTTGAGTACTACGTCGAGCCCACGCCTATAATGTTACCCTTCAAGATAATAGAGGATTTTACAAAGCCTCTTTCACTATCCTTCCGATTGTTCGGGAATATCTTGGCTGATGAACTAGTAGTTGGGGTGTTGGCATTCCTCGTTCCGGTAATTGTTCCTTTGCCTGCAATGTTCCTCGGTCTCTTTACTAGTGCTATACAAGCCTTAATCTTTGCGACTCTTGCGGCAAACTATATTGGTGAAGCCGTGCATGAGGAACATCACTAGTCTCTTTTCCTGACAGGCGATCTGCTAAACCTGCAGTGCGTAGGTCCGGGTGGAACCGGGCCCACTCTTTTGACAAGAGTGTCCTGGGCGCAAAATGCCCACGTGGCGCGTTTTTCGCGCTTTTCAATCAAGTTTCCAAAAATGAGCGATCTTACTTCTGCTGCTTCTGTACTAGCTGCCGCATTAGCTGTTGGACTGGCTGCTATTGGCCCTGGTATTGGACAAGGTACTGCAGCTGGCCAAGCTGTAGAAGGTATTGCTCGTCAGCCTGAAGCTGAAGGTAAAATTCGTGGTACCTTGCTTCTGTCTCTTGCATTCATGGAAGCGTTGACCATTTATGGTCTCGTTGTAGCCCTAGTACTATTATTCGCAAATCCTTTCGTTAGCTAAGAAATAAGTTAATTATCATTTAGTATGAAGTGGGGCCAGTAGATTCACTTTATATTGGCCCCACTAGATCCTTATTTTTATTTTTGATTCGTCCCAGCGCGCCGATTCCATGACCAGCTGGCTTCTGCTCGCCGAAGCAGGTGCTCCCGAGGGAGGTCTCTTCGACCTTGATGCTACCCTGCCTTTAATGGTAATACAGGTAGTACTCCTCACCTTTATACTCAATGGCTTATTTTTCCGTCCTATTGGCAAAACTGTAGAAGACAGAGAAGGCTACATATCTACTAGTCGCGCTGATGCTAAACAAAAACTAGCTCAGGTAGAACGGCTAGAAGCTCAGTTAACAGAACAGCTACGTGGCGCTCGTCAACAATCTCAGCAGCTGATTACAGAAGCTGAACAAGAGGTAGATCGACTATATAGAGAGGCTCTAGCAATGGCTCAAGCTGAAGCCAATACTGTTCGAGAAAAGAGTCGTCAAGAAATTGAAATTCAAAAGGCGGCAGCTACCCAATCGCTTCAAGTTGAGGCTGACCGTCTCAGCAACCTCATTGTTGATCGCCTTCTAGCTTCGAGATGACAATTTATCATTTTCCGCTTCTTGGCACTGAAGGAACATTTGGTCTCAATCTAAACCCCTTCGATACAAATCTGGTCAACCTGACCATTGTTATTGGGGTAATGTTCTGGTTTCTCAAGGGATTCTTGGGAGAGATGCTTGAGAGACGCCGCCAGGTGATCTTATCCAGCCTTTCTGATGCAGAGGCAAATTTAAAGAATGCTACCATTGCACTCGAGAAAGCACAGACGGATTTAGCTGAAGCACAGCAACGTGCCGAGCGTATTCGTGCAGATGGCAAACTTAGAGCTGAAGCCATTCGCAAAGAGAGCGAGCACCGTACTATTGATGCAATGGCAAGTCTGAAGGAAGATGCTCTCGCGGACTTGAATGCTGAGATGGCTCGTATTAGCGAACAATTACGTTTGCAAACGGCCGTACAAGCTATTGAGAAAGCCATGGCTACTCTTCCCTCCAAACTCGATAGCAAGGCTCATGCTCAGTTAATCGACCAATCTATTGCTAATTTGGAGTAAGCCTGATGCCCCTGCTCAATTCAATAGCGACTCCCTATGCGGAGGCCCTTCTGCAGGTCATAGAGGCAAGAGGAGAAACTGAACAAACTGCGGAGCAAGCCAAAGCTGTCTTAAAAATATGGGAGTCATCCCCGGAGCTCCGGTCTGCTATGAGTTCTCCAGTATTAGAACCAGAGGCTAAGAAGGCAGCTCTAGTAAAGCTATTTTCAGATCAGCTATCTCAAGCATTTATTAATCTATTAAAGCTCTTAGCTGACAGGCAACGTATATCGGTTCTTGATGCAGTATTATTGCGCTTTTTAGAGTTGTATCGCGAAAACCGTAACATTGCGCTAGCTAAAGTTACTTCAGCAGTACCTCTGAATAAGGAGCAAGAAGATATTTTAGTACAAAAAATACGGAGTATTGCTGGTACTGAAAGAGTGGAGCTGCAAGTGCTTGTTGATCCTCTAATCATTGGTGGATTCATCATTAATATAGGCTCTCAGGTCATAGATGCCAGCCTTGCTGGCCAAGTACGTCGCCTCGGATTGGCGTTGGCCAAGTGAGGCTAGTCTCTCGCACCTACTTTCTTCCTTATATTCTACTCCGCTTTAACTAACCCATCACTTCACTGGGACTTCCATTCATGGTTTCAATTCGACCCGACGAGATCAGCGCCATTCTCAAGCAGCAGATCGAGGACTATGATAAATCCGTCTCGATCAGCAATGTGGGAACTGTACTGCAAGTGGGTGATGGTATCGCCCGTATTTATGGTCTCCAGCAATGTATGGCTGGTGAACTCGTCGAATTTGAGGATGGTACAGAAGGACTAGCACTGAATCTAGAAGATGATAACGTCGGTGCTGTTCTTATGGGTGAGGGGTTGGGGATACAAGAAGGTAGCATAGTGAAAGCTACTGGTAAAATTGCTTCCGTGCCAGTGGGTGATAAAATGCTAGGTAGAGTTGTTAATGCACTAGGTCAACCAGTCGATGGCAAAGGCGATATCCCGACGACGGAGACTCGACTAATCGAATCAATGGCTCCTGGTATTATTCAACGTAAGTCAGTGCATGAGCCAATGCAAACGGGGATCACAGCTATTGATGCAATGATCCCTATTGGGCGTGGTCAACGTGAGCTAATTATTGGTGACCGTCAAACTGGAAAAACAGCTATAGGCGTAGATACTATAATCAACCAAAAAGGGGAAGATGTGGTATGTGTATATGTCGCCGTTGGACAAAAAGCTGCTTCAGTCGCGAACGTTGTAGAAGTACTCAGGGAACGTGGGGCCCTTGATTACACAATCATTGTCGCGGCTAGCGCATCAGAGCCAGCAGCACTTCAATACCTAGCACCATACACAGGCGCTGCTATTGCCGAATCCTTTATGTACAAAGGAAAGGCTACCCTTATAGTATATGATGACCTAACGAAGCAGGCACAAGCATACCGCCAAATGTCACTGTTGCTACGTCGTCCTCCCGGTCGTGAAGCATACCCTGGTGACATATTCTATTGTCATAGTCGCTTACTAGAGCGAGCCGCTAAACTTTCAGATGCAATGGGTAAGGGTAGTATGACAGCACTTCCCATCATTGAGACACAAGCTGGGGACGTGTCTGCATATATACCAACAAACGTAATCTCAATTACCGACGGTCAGGTCTTTCTATCTTCTGACTTGTTTAACTCAGGACTACGGCCAGCGATTAACGTAGGTATCTCTGTTAGTCGTGTTGGCGGCGCAGCTCAAACAAAAGCGATTAAGAAAATTGCCGGTACACTAAAGTTAGAATTAGCCCAGTTTGACGAACTTGCAGCATTTTCACAATTTGCTTCAGATTTAGATGCAGCAACTCAAAAACAACTTGGTCGTGGAAAAAGATTACGTGAATTACTAAAGCAGTCTCAATTCAGTCCTCTAATACTCGCAGAGCAAGTTGCTGTTGTTTATGCAGGAGTAAAAGGTCTTATCGACGAAATTCCAGTCGAGAAAGTGGTCGAATTCGCACTGGAACTAAGAAATTATTTGAAATCCAATAAGCCTACATATATAAGCAAAGTCCAAAGCGAGAAGGTACTTAGTGACGAGACAGAAGCTATACTGAAAGAGGCTATTAGCGAGGTTAAATCCAACATGATGGCTACTGTTTAAGGAGGGCTGAACATTGGCAAATCTAAAAGAAATTCGGGATCGTATTTCATCGGTCAAGAATACTCGCAAAATCACTGAGGCGATGCGACTTGTGGCTGCAGCCAAGGTTCGTCGAGCTCAGGAACAGGTTCTACGGAGTAGACCTTTTGCTGATAAGTTGGCACGTGTATTAGAGAATCTTCAATCGCGTATGCGCTTTGAGGATGCTGATGCGCCTCTATTAGAAGCTAGAGATGTAAAGTCCATAGTCTTGTTAGCAGTAACTGGTGACCGCGGTTTATGCGGTGGCTACAATGCGAACATAATTAAACGCACAGAGACTCGATTCGCCGAGTTACAATCCCAGGGGTATACTGTAAATCTAATGCTAATTGGTACAAAAGTGATCACATATTTCAGAAATAGAAATTATCCTGTTAAGACTGTATTTAGCAGTCTTGAACAAGTTCCAACAGCAAATGAAGCAAATAGTATTTCTAATGAGGTTCTTGCCGAATTCCTATCAGATAGTGCTGACAGAATAGAGATAATTTACACTAAGTTTATTAACTTAGTGAACTGTAAACCGGTTGTCCAAACATTACTACCTTTAGACCCTCAAGGGATTGCTAGTCCAGATGACGAAATTTTCCGGTTAACCACGCGGGAAGGTCGTTTAACCATAGAAGTAGGTAAAACTGCTGAGAACACAGAATCTTCGTTACCTTCAGATATTATTTTTGAGCAGAGCCCTGATCAACTTTTGAATGCTCTGTTACCTATTTATTTGCAGAACCAGCTCCTACGTTCATTGCAAGAAGCTGCAGCTAGTGAATTAGCAAGTCGAATGACTGCTATGAATAACGCTAGTGATAACGCAAAAGCTCTTGCTAAAACGCTTACTCTTGATTATAATAAAGCCCGTCAAGCAGCGATAACACAGGAGATACTAGAAGTTGTCGGTGGATCCGGTGGCTAGGGTGCAATATGACTTTTAAGTAGATGATCCTTTGAATTACTCCTTAGATATTTTTACCTGGGGGGTTAGCCAATACAGCTTACCTTCTAGGTATTCCAAATTTATAAAACCAGAATAAGTTATATATACCTCAACCATTCGAGATTTCACCACTAACAAACACAATTAATCTTACCATTGCTATGAAACAGAACTTCAATGTTACTATAAGATTGCACGGAAAAACACAAACTTTTTCGTGCAGTAGTGATCAGACTATTATATCTGGTGCAGAGTCAGCAGGTATTGAATTACCTAGCTCATGTTGTGCTGGTTTATGCACTACTTGTGCCGCAAGATTATCTGAGGGAAAAATTGATCAGCCAGATGCAATGGGAATAAAGCCAGAATTACAGGATGAGGGGTATGTTTTGTTATGCGTTGCATATCCTCGTAGCGATCTTTCTATAGAAGCGGGCCAAGAAGATGCCTTATACGAAGCTCAGTTTGGACAATACCAGAAATAATTATTCTTCAATAATAGTTATGTATTTTTTGTGTTATTCTAGCATTCTAAAAATTAAAATAGTGGAGATTATTCTTTTAATCCTCTTGGTTATCGTTCGTTGAAGCTACATTCTACTATCCCTACTTATATCTTGACATATAGGAGCTTCTAGCTTGAATTTCAGTACCAGGCAGGATTTGTCTTTTAGTCCATTACCTGTCTTAATGATTGTCCCAACTGGTATAGGATGTTCAATTGGTGGTTATGCTGGTGATGCACTACCAAGTGCTAGGCTACTGGCTGCAGCGAGTGGTTGTTTAATTACACATCCAAATGTAATGAACGGGGCATCCTTATACTGGCGGGATCCTAGAATATATTATGTTGAAGGATGGGCTCTCAATCAATTTGTGAGTTCAAAAATATTTTTAATGCCAGTTCGTCAACAGCAGATAGGATTGTTAATAGATTCTGGAATAGAACCAGATCTTATCCTTCGTCATTTACAAGTTGCTGACGCTTGTAGAGCGACACTTGGGTTAAACATAGGTCCTATAGTCAGGACTGATCAACCCTTAAAAGTTAAACTCACTTTAGGTGGAACAGGTATTAGTTGGGGACATATTGGTTCCCCTGACTCTCTCATAAGAGCTGGAGAAAAGTTAAGAGATTTAGGTTCAACTGCAATAGCGATTATTGCGCGTTTTCCAGATGATTGCGTAGACAGTAGTCTTTCCTCATACCGTCAAGGCAATGGTGTGGATTCACTCGCTGGTGCTGAGGCTATTATAAGCCACCTTCTTGGAAGCCACCTAAAGATTCCGTGTGCTCACGCACCTGCACTGAATCCTGTATCAATTACTCTAATGATTGATCCTAGGGTGGCGGGAGAAGAAATAGGGTATACCTTTCTGCCTTCGGTTTTAGTTGGTCTTAGTCAAGCACCTAGTATATGTAATACAAGCTTATACAATCAATGTCGTGAGTACAATGGATGGTACAGAGAAGGACCGATTACTTCTAACGATATTGGTGCGATAGTGGTTCCTTCTAGTGCCCTTGGCAGCGAAGCTGTTCTCACCTGTAGTGAAAAAAATATTCCTATTATCACTGTAGAGGAAAACACATCTGTTTTAAAGGTAGAAGCAGATCAGCTAAATATACATAATACCCCTGTGAGAAGTTATGCTGAAGCCGCAGGATTAATACTTGCCCTTCGAGAAGGGATCGCCTTTGGCTCACTATTCCGTCCCATCAATGGACTAACTCTACACAGCGAGAATTATCTTTAAGGTCATTAGGTCTACACACAAATTACACAAGTCACTGCATCAAAATAGTACAAGAAATCTTATTATTCACATTTGAGAGGTACTTTGATAGTAAATCTCTCTGATTTTCATCATAAGGATTTCCTTTAAGCAATTTAGGCAAGATATTGCTACTATTTAGTAACTGTAGTCTAACCAATCTTGTAATAGAACGACTAGTGTAAAGCGCTAAGCATATTTGAGTAACGATGAGCAAAATAGTATTAATTGGGAAAGAAATATCGAGACTTGACCTAGAAGTGATTAACATTTGTTCCAAAAACTTTAGCAATACCTGTACAGTAAAAAAACTAGCACCAAGGAATGCAGAGTGGGTAGAGATTTTATGTATAATCCTTTTTGTTTGATATCTATCAATTGGTTGTCTATAGATTTTCGCTAGATGTAGACTAAGGCAAGTATCCGTTATGAAAACAATCACTAAGTCTAAAGCGAATCCCGGAGTGAGAATAACCCCCACCGCTTTAAGAGTAGTATATATGCTACTAATTTCGACAGCACGGGAGTTCTCTTGCTGTAGTCGCCAACGGCAAAGTAACCTATTAAATTGATGAGCTGATTGTAAGGCATTTGCAGTAAGAAGTATTTGTCCCTTGTTTTCTAATAAAAAGTATATAACTCGTTGTAAAGCGAGTATGCGGGGTTTCTCTTTGAAACTACGTATGAGATTGTTGTTCACAACATAAGCTTGCCTTGGTGATGCGGCAACTGGTATTATTGGTATACAGTTTTTACTACTGGGTAGCCTTTTTCGTATACTCCGAATAAGATTTAACTTATCTTGAGAGGAATATCTATCGATACGATTTAAAACAATAATTATTGGTTTTTCCCAAAGGACAAAAGATTGTAGTAATCGTAAGTCAATTTTCGTTAGATCACTATCGATAACAAATAAAAGTAAATCGACTCTTTGGGCGATCCTTATAGCAATCTGCTGACCATAAGCAGAATTAAACTCATCAATACCAGGTGTATCAATTAATTCGATCTTTCTTACTGTAGTATCGTAAGAATCTATAAATGTGGATTTTCCTCGCTGTGTGGAACCATGTCTAACACTAGTAGTAAATAAGTTCTTATCTGATAAGGCATTTAGTAAACTCGACTTTCCAACACCAGTTCTTCCCACAACTGCGACTTTTAAACAGCACTGTTCTAGCCTAGAAATCTGCTGGTCTAGAAATAGCACTTCAGGTCCAAATACTACGTGCTCCCATGCATTTAAACTGAGAGCATGTCTCCACTTCTGTAACGTTAAGAGATAATCATGGAAAGAAACGAGTTCTTGTTTTTCAGTCGTTTCGGGGATGAACTGAACTGCCGAAGATATTACACTCATGGCATACCTCTTTCAACTAAATAATTAGTACGAGTCACGTCCTCACACCGTTGAGGCCTTCGCCACCAACCTGCCAATACTGCCAATACCGCTTCAGCACCTACGACACCAACAAAGGCGCCGAACTCATCTACGACAACCCTAACCGCGTAACTACGACGACGCATGGCTGTTAGTAATCGATCTGCTCGAATCATTTCTGGTACAAACTCAACAGGCTCACTCAGACTAGCAACAGTAATATCTTCACGACCTGCAAGAAGTGCTGCTAATAAATTTTCTCGACTAACGACCCCAAGAACTTCATCGACTTCTTCACCTAAAACTACCCACCAGCTAGTTGAATTTTCCAACAAGACTATCTTTAAATTTCTTAGGGGTTCCATTCCCGGTAACGTATCGGCTGCAACACGCGGTACCATTAGATCCCGAGCTGTTAGATCATTTAACTGAAATACTTTTCCTATCATAGCAGCTTCGTCTGCTTCTATTTGTCCTTTTTGGGAACCGAGCCGAGCAAGCAAACGAATCTCCCCTTCATCTGTACTAATTTCATTCTCGGCTGTGATTGCTGGCATAAGCCACTCTAATAATAAAACCACTGGTAATAGAAGCCGAAGTAATATGGTAACGGCAGGAGCAGCTGCTAACGACACCCCTACTGCGAGACGGCTACCAATTGCTTTAGGTAGGATCTCTCCTAACAAAATCACTAATAGGGTAAGCCCCATGGAAAATATTGGTAAAGCCACACCGTCAATACCATTCTGCTCAAAAACATGACTTACATAACCTCCTAACATTAGGCTACCAAAGATATTGAAAGCATTATTAGCAATAACTAATACGGCGAGGGCTCGCCCCATACGATTTTTGAGCAATTGCAAAGTTCGGGCACCCCGTACTTTTACTGGCCGAACTGCTAGCTCATGAACTCGTAATGGATTGACCGTTAAAAGGGCAGCTTCAACACCTGAACATAAAGCTGATCCCAGAAGAATTATTAACACTAGTGCGAACAGACCGAGCAGTTGGTTCATACCAGTGAATTCAAGATAGCTCCATTAGGTTTGATTTTTACTTCTATTGAATCGACTACACTAATTTCTATTTCGCTTTTTCACAGACCTCACCTTTTCCAATGTCATCTCCCTTGTTTTCGTTTTTTGCTCAGCGACGTGAGCGATTTCTCAAGCAATTGAAAGGCGTAGCAGCTATTATTCCGGCTACTTCTGTTGTAACGCATCATGCTGACGTAAAGTACCCATTTCGGCAAAACAGTAATTTCTGGTACCTTACAGGGTTTGATGAACCAGATGCTGTAGCTCTATTACTCCCTCAACATAAAGAAACTCGCTTTATATTATTTGTGGAACCCAAAGACCCTCTTGCAGAAATTTGGCATGGTTTTAGATGGGGGTGTCAAGGAGCCTTAGAGTATTTTGGAGCTGATTTAGTTCATCCTATAACTGACTTTTCGGAGTACCTCGCGGATTATATTAAAGGTACAGAGGGAATTGCTTTTGAAATGGGAGTTCATCCTCAAATAGAACCTCTAGTATTAGATGCGTGGAATCAAGAACAACACCGAACTACTAGAGATAGCGCGATGAAAACGGGCATTATTTCACCCCGCCCGATCTTAGATGAGTTACGGATGCACAAAGATAATAATGAAATAGAGAGAATGCGTAAAGCTGCCAGAATTGCGGCAGAGGCTCATGAGGTCGCTCGGCAATTCACAAGACCAGGCATAAATGAGCGTCAGGTCCAAGCATGTATAGAAGAATATTTCTTGGCAGCAGGAGCTCGTGGACCTGCCTACAATTCGATAGTGGCAGGTGGCGATAATGCGTGCGTATTACACTATACTAAAAATAACGCGCCACTTTTTAATGGTCAGTTACTATTGGTCGATGCTGGATGCAGTCTAAATGATTACTATAATAGCGATATCACTCGAACATTCCCTATCAATGGACGTTTCTCAGCAGAACAGAGAAGTTTGTATGACATAGTGCTGACGGCACAAAAGGAGGCTATAGCACACATTCAACCAGGTATCTTTATGGAAGAAGTGCATAACATTGCATTAAGAATACTCATAGAAGGTCTAATTGAGATCGGCCTGCTTAAGGGATCAATAGATGAGATTATTATGCAAGGGAATTATCGACACCTTTATATGCATCGTACAAGTCATTGGTTAGGTCTTGATGTTCATGATGTAGGCAGCTATCAATGCGGGACAGACTCTATTAAATTAGAGCCAGGACATATACTTACGGTTGAGCCTGGTATTTACATAAGCGATCGACTACCAGTACCTAAAGGACAGCCTTTAATTGAAAATCATTGGAAAGGAATTGGTATTAGAATTGAAGATGATATTGCAGTAACATTCTCTGGACATGAAATCTTATCAGTGAAGGCATTAAAAGATCCTATAGCTATGGAGAATTGACTATGTATATTGAGACATCCTATAGCCTCAAGTGTCAGTAAAAGGATTTGAATCACTATAACCCTTTCTCTATTGTGGTTTATCTTCGTTGCAAATATCGCAAAGGAGAACGACGAACAAGCAAATAGGAGTACGTAACTGTACCTGATAAGTTAACTTTTTGTTCATAAGCCTTGAGTACCGAATCCATGATGGGAAGTGAAAGTGCCCCAGCTGAATTAGAAACTGAATTTAATATAACTGACTCTACTGAAAGGATAATGGAAAACAACGATATAACCGAAGGACATCCAATACTTCGTGGTGGTAGTGCTGCCCTGGCAACAGCCATAATTGACGCAGATGGAGTTCCTTCTGGATATACGCCAAAAGCAGACGAAGGACGTTTTATGCTCAAGATATTATGGTTACCAGAAAACGTAGCCTTAGCAGTGGATCAAATTGTAGGTGGTGGGCCTAGTCCGCTTACTGCATATTTCTTCTGGCCTCGAGAAGATGCATGGGAAATATTAAAAAATGAGTTAGAAGCAAAAAGTTGGATTACTGACAACGAAAGAATCGAAATATTAAACAAAGCGACAGAAGTGATTAATTACTGGCAGGGAGAAGGTAAAGGGAAGAACCTTGAAGAAGCGAAAGCGAAATTCCTTGATGTGACATTCTGCGGAACTGCTTGATACTCGTCTCTTATACTCCGTAGAAACTACTTTAGATTAGATAGTGTATGTATATTTAACGGACTAATTCATTAGTTAATTTGTCTAAATTAATTGTCTTTCTTTGTAGCTTGTAAACGTGCTCGAGCACGTAAAAGTGCTTGCTGTGCTTTTACTTTTTCTGCGCTATTTGGTAACCCTTCAAATTTCTGTACGTCGATAGTAGCAGTTTCGAGTTCTTTTTCGGTAAGGGCAGGATCAACATTACTACCCAATTCAGCCGCATTTACTAGTACCGTAACTTCGTTGGCTTCTACTTCAGCAAAGCCACCCAGAGCAACTATACTGGTCCAGCTTTCGTTTTGTCTGACTCTAATTACTCCTATATCAATTGCAGCAAGTAAAGAGACGTGATTCGGCAGAATACCTAATTGCCCCGTGGTACTTGGTAGGATTACTTCATCAACTTGCTCATCAAGTATGTTTTGATCTGGTGCTAAAACTCGTAGGTAGAGCATTGTATCGGAAGACCAAGAAAGTAATAAATGAATAGTATATTAAATTAGAATGGGTCGTTACTTAGTTTCAGCTAAAATCTTGGCGGCCTTCGCTTTGACCTGATCAATATTTCCTACCAAGTAGAATGACGCTTCGGGTAAATCATCCAATTCTCCAGATAGAATCATATTAAAGCCCTTGATAGTATCGGCAAGTTTGACGTATTCACCAGATTGACCTGTAAATACTTCTGCAACGAAAAATGGTTGCGATAAGAACTTCTCGATCTTCCTTGCTCTATCAACAGTCATTCTATCTTCCTCTGATAATTCATCTAATCCTAAAATTGCAATAATATCTTGCAATTCTTTATATCGCTGCAGCGTAGACTGAACAGCCCGAGCAGTACGATAATGCTCTTCACCAACAACAGCGGGCTGAAGCATGGTACTGGTAGAGTCGAGGGGATCAACCGCTGGATAGATACCCTTCGAAGCTAATCCTCTACTTAGAACTGTTGTCGCGTCTAGATGCGCAAAGGTTGTTGCAGGTGCTGGGTCTGTTAAGTCGTCGGCTGGTACATACACTGCCTGAATGGACGTAATAGAACCTTCCAATGTAGATGTAATGCGTTCTTGCAATTGCCCTACATCAGTACCCAGAGTTGGTTGATAACCAACCGCTGAAGGCATCCGACCTAGTAATGCTGAAACCTCTGCACCCGCTTGTACAAATCTGAAAATATTATCGATAAATAGTAGAACGTCTTGTTTGTTTACATCCCGGAAATGCTCAGCCATTGTTAAGGCTGACAGGCCTACACGCATCCGAGCACCAGGAGGTTCGTTCATCTGTCCATAGCAAAGAGCTACTTTGGACTGGGACAGATTCGATGCGTTAATTACACCAGATTCTTTGAATTCTTCGTATAAGTCATTGCCTTCCCTAGTTCGTTCACCAACTCCTCCAAAGACTGATACACCACCATGTTCTTTTGCAATATTATTGATTAATTCCTGGATTAGTACTGTTTTACCTACTCCAGCACCTCCGAAAAGGCCTACCTTTCCACCTTGTCGGTATGGAGCAAGTAGGTCAATTACCTTAATACCAGTTTCAAAAACTTTAGGTTTTGTCTCGAGCTCAGTAAGTTTCGGAGCTGGGCGATGGATAGGCGCCGTTGTCGTGTTGCTAACGGGTCCTTTCTCGTCTACAGGTTCTCCAAGAACGTTAAAGATTCGACCAAGAGTTGCTTCGCCTACGGGAACAGAAATTGGAGCACCTGTATCTATGGCGTCCATACCTCGTACTAGACCATCTGTGCTGCTCATGGATACAGCACGTACTCGATGATCTCCAAGAAGCTGCTGCACTTCTGCAGTTAAAGCTACATTCTGACCAGCAGAATTTTTCCCTTCAACGCGCAAGGCGTTAAATATTCTAGGCAGCTTGCCTGCAGGGAATTCCACGTCCAGTACTGGACCGATCACCTGACGGACAATGCCCTTGGTGCCAGCAGCAGCCATAAGTAAAAAAAGTTTAGGGTCTCTCTGCGGGAGCGTACCCACTGGAGGGCTCGAGCCTACCACCGCAACTGCCAAAGATGGTGCTGTTCGGTCAACCGCACAAAATGCGGCTAGCAAAGAAGCGATGGTCCGCGTAAGTTGGCACTCGCCAATCTCGAGCGCTAACTCGACTGGTGCGCGGCTGTTTGCGCTGTCCTGTGGCGTCTCTGGCGCCATGCCATTGCTCCGCACTTAATCTATGGCTGCTGTTTCTCTTAGTGTCTCTACGGTTAAACCTCTGGGTGACCGCATTTTTGTAAAAGTTGCAGAATCAGAGGAAAAAACAGCTGGTGGAATCCTTCTACCGGATACTGCTCAGGAAAAACCTCAGGTTGGCGAAGTAGTTCAAGTCGGACCTGGTAAACGTAATGATGATGGCACTCGTCAGTCGCCCGAGGTGAGTATTGGTGATAAAGTTCTTTATAGTAAATATGCTGGCACTGATATTAAGCTCGGCAGTACCGAGTATGTTCTCCTCTCGGAGAAAGACATTTTGGCAGTAGTTAGCTAACTACTGGTTGTGATCTGACACCTTTATTATAAGTAGTTCACTGTATATAAAGGTGTGTAAACCGGATCGTCAAGCACTTTATAGTACAACATTCACGAGGACGCTCTTTTCATGGCTAAACGTATCATTTATAATGAGCAAGCTCGCCGAGCTCTTGAAAGAGGTATCGACATTCTTGCTGAAGCTGTGGCCGTAACCTTAGGTCCCAAAGGTCGCAACGTCGTACTTGAGAAAAAATTTGGGGCTCCCCAAATTATTAACGACGGTGTCACTATAGCTAAAGAAATCGAACTAGAAGATCATATTGAAAATACCGGTGTAGCTTTAATTCGTCAGGCAGCTTCTAAAACAAACGACGCGGCAGGTGATGGTACTACCACTGCCACAGTCTTAGCACATGCGATGGTTAAGGCAGGTTTGCGTAACGTGGCAGCTGGTGCAAATGCTATCACCTTGAAGAAAGGTATTGATAAAGCTTCTGATTTTCTGGTCACAAAGATTCAAGAACATTCCAAACCAATTAGCGACAGTAATGCAATTGCTCAGGTCGGTACTATTTCTGCAGGCAATGATGACGAAGTTGGTCGTATGATTGCAGACGCAATGGACAAAGTTGGTAAAGAAGGTGTTATCTCTCTAGAAGAAGGTAAATCGATGACAACTGAATTGGAAGTTACCGAGGGTATGCGATTTGATAAGGGATACATAAGCCCCTATTTTGCAACTGATACGGAAAGAATGGAAGCTGTGCTAGATGAGCCATACATATTACTCACTGACAAGAAAATTGGATTAGTACAAGATTTAGTCCCTGTACTTGAGCAGATTGCACGTACTGGTAAACCTTTATTAATTATCGCTGAGGATATTGAGAAAGAGGCGCTTGCAACACTTGTTGTCAATCGCTTACGCGGAGTTTTGAATGTAGCAGCTGTTAAAGCTCCTGGATTCGGCGATCGTCGTAAGGCTATGTTAGAGGATATGGCTGTTCTCACCAACGGTCAACTCATTACAGAAGATGCAGGTCTCAAGCTGGAAAATGCAAAGCTTGAGATGTTGGGTAATGCACGTCGAGTAACTATCAATAAAGACAATACCACTATTGTGGCCGAAGGTAATGAGAGCGCAGTAAAGGCCCGTTGTGAACAAATCCGTAAACAAATGGATGAGACCGACTCTACATATGATAAAGAGAAACTTCAGGAGCGTTTAGCCAAGTTAGCTGGTGGTGTTGCCGTCATTAAGGTCGGTGCTGCCACCGAAACAGAAATGAAAGATAAGAAGTTACGTCTTGAAGACGCTATTAACGCGACAAAAGCAGCCGTTGAAGAAGGTATTGTTCCTGGAGGTGGAACTACACTAGCTCATCTAGCACCTTCTTTGGAAGAGTGGGCTAATGCAACCCTCACAGGTGAAGAATTAATAGGTGCACAAATTGTTGCAGCCGCATTGACTGCTCCTCTAATGCGCATTGCACAAAATGCTGGCGCAAATGGAGCCGTAGTAGCTGAGAATGTAAAAAATAAGCCTTTCAATGAAGGTTATAACGCAGCTACCGGTGAATACGTAGACATGCTAGCTGCTGGTATTGTTGATCCAGCTAAAGTCACACGATCTGGTCTCCAAAATGCTGCCTCCATTGCTGGAATGGTCCTTACTACCGAATGCATAGTTGCTGACCTACCTGAGAAGAAGGAAACTCCAACTCCCGCAGGTCCAGGTGGAATGGGTGGTGATTTTGATTATTGATAATCGGTTCTTATAGAGATTAAATAAACAAGGTAGTCTCTCTATACGTTTAAGTAATTATTGATTGGTGCTATGAGTAAATAAAAGTCCCAATGATAATGGGGACTTTTATTTACTCATATTTTATGGTTTCCGAATAGAACAAAATAGCTGTTTATACTGCAGAGATTAGTATTTTTATCTCAAGAATAACGATAAAATTGCTAGTAAAAATCAATTTACCCAACCACCACTCAGTAATACAGCAAGGCTAAGAAAAATGCCTATCAACGTCCAACTAATACGATTAAGGGTATTTTCAGCATTACTAGCACTCGTAAACATTGAATTGCCACTAGCCGCTAATCCACCCATTCCATCACCTTTAGGATTGTGGAGTAAAATACTAATCACTAGTAAAATCCCACTGATAATCCAAACCAAAGAAATGATCTTGTTAATCATCATTAAATCTTAAAATCAAATGATAGCTTCAAGCTGCATGATAAAATAATAGTGATTTACCGACCGAGACAATCTGCGTATTTAAGAAGAGAATGTCCTGTCATTAACTTAGGTTGCGGTAAGCCTAATATTTCCAGAATAGTGGGTGCTACATCAGCTAAACTACCTTGCTGACGAAGGCTTATAATTGTTTTTTTACTCAATAACTTTTGTTTGTTACTTTGAATAACGATAATAGGAACTGGATTTATGGTATGAGAGGTCCAAGGCTGACCGTCAACATCTCGCATTAGCTCCGCATTACCATGATCCGCAGTGATAATCAGACTTCCACCTACTCTTTCAACCACTTCCTTTAATTGTCCGACACACTTGTCAACAATAGTAATTGCTTCAACAGTTGCTTCCATTTTACCTGTGTGTCCAACCATGTCAGGATTAGCATAATTAATAACTATCAAGCTGTAGATACCTTTTTCAATTGTACTGATACAAACATCTGTAAGAATATCTGCAGCCATTGCAGGATCTTCATCGTATGTAGCAACTCTTGGAGATGGTACTAAGTAGCGATCTTCTTGAAAGAATGGTCGCTCGATACCACCATTCATAAAATAAGTTACATGAGGATATTTCTCGGTCTCAGCTATCCGATATTGTCGCAGACCATGATCGGCTAATATTTGCCCTAGTAATCCATCTAAACTGTCAGACGGAAATACGACATTTACAGGTAAAGAAGCATCATACTGAGTAAATGTTGTGATGTCTAAATCTAGTATTCTTGAACGGTCGAAACTATCAAAGTCGCTTGATATAAGTGCTGTAACTAATTGACGCATACGGTCTGGACGAAAATTAAAACAAATCAAGCCATCGCCATCGGATAACCCCTCCCCTTTCAGCCGAATAGGATCCAAAAATTCGTCGGTAATGCCCGCTTTGTAGGATTTTTCTATAGCTTCTATGGGATCAATATTATATGTCTGAGTTGTACCACAAATTAAACGATAGGCTTTTTCAATACGATCCCATCGATTGTCACGATCCATGGCCCAATAACGACCGCAAAGTGTACTAATTTCACCGATATTATAGCTCTCAATCGTTTGCTGAACTTGATTAAGGAAAATTTTTGCACTTTCAGGTGATGTATCTCGCCCATCAGTAATGGCATGAATAGAAACTTTCTTTAGTCCTTGAGATTTGGCCCAACGGAGTAATCCACAAAGATGATTAACATGGCTATGAACTCCACCATCTGAGCATAATCCTAATAAATGAAGAGTCTTGTTATTCTTGCGTAATTTTTCGGCGACATCAAGCAATATTCTGTTCGTTCCAAAACAATCCTTTTCTATCGCATTGCCGATACGTACAAGCTCTTGGCGAATAATACGCCCAGACCCAATGGTGAGATGTCCTACTTCAGAATTACCCATCTGGTTAGCAGGTAGTCCAACATCCGTACCACTAGCTTGAATCAACGCATGAGGATAATTGTACCATAATGAATCCATTATTGGTGTGTCTGCATGTTGAATAGCATTGTAATTTGGATCTTCACGGTATCCCCAGCCATCGAGTATTGCTAAGATTAACGGAATTCTCGGTAACTGACAAAAAGCTTTCATGTTAGCCCTGAGTGGCGATACTCTGTTGGTAGCAGATTCTGGTTCCAATAGTATAGGATGATTTATTGAAAATTACTTTATTAGATGCTCACTCAGCTATATAATCTTATCACTTTCTAACCCTTATTATTCTGTAACAAAAATATTAACTGAAGAAACTAAAGTTGTTTCTGCATCCATAGATATCATCAATAGTGGTAAAATATTTGTCGAGCATAGAATCTCCTTCTGTACCTAAGTATCAATATTTATTTTATTACTAAGATGATACAAATGAAAACATTTCACTCAATGAGTAATCTCTAATTCATCCTCCCTAAAATGTGCACGGTATTTATCGAAAGAAACTATAATCGGCAATGTAGGACTAATTGGACGACCTTTCCAATCATTTAGTACTTGCACAACTTCCCCCGTTTCTCCTTGTAGTTCAAAAGCATTACCGCGAGACTGAGGGTGATTATAAACAATCACACTCATTTTAACTTTTACTTGGTCACCCGGCTTCATGGTCTTGTCCTATTGATGACAGTGATTCTGTCATAAGCAGTTAAATCTAGGCTTATGGTATCACATATAGACTAACTATAATAACTACGCGATAAATCAGTTCATATGCTCCCCTCCACTTTGAGATCTGATTAAGCTATTAAGAAGAGACAATGTATTAAGTCAACGAATGAAACCTAAAATGATAGGACCGATAGATCGATGGGTAATGAGATCTTGACCTATCATGATAATCTGACCTCTCTCATTAATTCTAAACGAGAGTTGGAGTCGATCTTCAGATAACTTACCTGGAGGATTAAGATAAATTCTCAAAGGTGTGGTAACCCAAGATTTAACGCTACTATTGCTTTTGAATGTAGATTGCAACTCTGGAACCTCGTCACGAAAAATAATCTCTACTTGTTGGTCCATATCCGGTTCTCCAAATTCAAGAGCAATTTCTTTCTGATCATTTTCGCCACATGCTAACTTGATAGTTAGATCGCTAGAAGTAGGCCAGCTTTGTCCAGCGATAAATAATGGGTACCAATTATGATTTCTGCTACGCTGATTCCAACACCGTAGGGAAACGCCTCGAGTTAAACTATCTTTCAATTTTACTTTCGGTACTAAGCTTAAAGCTCCGCGGGCAACCGCCTCTATGGGATGTTCATCGAGTAATGGCCAGTAACCACAACGCTCCTGTAACCACCGTTGAATAGTTGGAATACGCGTTGTACCACCAACTGGCAGGATAGCGTCAATCTGCGAAGCTTTTAGTCCGTGTTGCTTTCCCGTAGCTAATACACGCTCTAGTAATCCATCTAAAGCTAGTAACAGACCTCTCTCGTGCAATACGTTATCTAACGTATATCTATCCAAGGTTAAGTCCGTTCTTGTTAAAGCTCCATTGGGAATCCATGTATCGGTAGCAGATTGATTTATACTTAGTTGACATTTCAACCTTTCCGCTGACTTTAATAATGCGGGCTGTTTAGCTACTTCAACCATAGGTGCAATTTTTGAAGCAATCCAGAAATCAATATCTCGGCCTCCCAAGGGTAAGCCTGCCTTACTTATTACTTCAGCGCAAGAAAGCTCCTGAGTATTTTTATTTAATTCACGCCCTCCAAAATGTAATAAATTTGGCAAGGGGGTAGCACGGCCCTCTCCTCCTTGTAATTTTACTAAAGCTATATCAATAGTACTTCCACCTAGATCAATTACTAAGACAATGGACCCCGGAGATAGCTGCGCACCGATGGCGGCTGCCGTGGGTTCATCCACCAATGCAATCTCATTGACATCTAACGAAGCCGTAGCAGCTAAAAGCCAACTGCGATAGTTCTTGTATCTATTCTTACCGTCGACTGGAGCAGTCAAAATTAATCTGTCAGGAAGAATGTTATTAGGAAGGTGTGTCCATATTTTTAATAAGAGTAGCTCTCCTGCTTGTTCAGGTGATAGTATATTCCTTCTTGAAACGTACGAATTAGTCCTTTCGCTCGATGTACCAATCCATCGCTTGAAGTCACGATGCAAACGTGGGTCTTGAGAAATATCAAGACCTGCTTCTAAAACCTGTCTACCAATCTTTGGTCCCTCATCATATTCACTATCGACCCACAGTATGCTTGGTATTGTCTGTAGTCGATTAGAAGTGAAAGGAGGTATTTTTAAAACCTCAGGTTGTGGGTCACTGGTACTCTGAAAAGTGACAACAGTAGTAGTGCTACCAATGTCAATCGCTAAAGAATTCGTCATAAAAATAGTAGTTCTAACTATTACTAACGGTATCATAATAGTGACGACTTTTTACCAACAGAAGAAGAGTTAACCCTTCTTAATGTCTTTTGAAGGGAGTCAATCATCAGAGCGATGTGTTGACCTACAATCTCAATAAAAGACGAATCATGGACTTCAAAAGTAGCATCTTTAATACACACTTGCCTGCTCAAGAATTAGCCAAACGTGGTGAAAGCTTAATTAGACAATCAACAAATCGTTACTTAACAACAGTTCGCATCGCATTTCGGGCAAAGCAGCGACGTTTTGATGATTTTGATGACTTATTAGAAGAACCCGGCACGAAACCTGTCCAGAGGGCAATTATTGAACTTAGTGATGAACAAAACCAACCTGCATTACTACACGATTAACATAAAGTGAAAATCAGTGCTCTTCCATATTATGGTCAGTCGTTCTATTGAATCTTTCCTCCTATACTGAATTCGCACCAGCTAAGAATATTTTGGGTAAGTTTATCAATAGGTGAACATCTTATCTTGTCTTGTGCCGGCCAATTATTTACGAAATGATTCGGAAGACGCAAATAAATAGGTGTAAGATGATCGCCAGGTTGTGATAATATTTTACTTGAGTCGTTTGGTCGTTTTTCTAAAATTTTAAGTAGTTCATAACTTTGGTCAAGTTGATCATTAGAAAACTGTACTAAAAGATTATGAGACGTTTTATAGTCCTTGCTTATCAATCGAAAAGTATCTGATGGACATGGACTAAAATCTGTTATTAATCCTAATTGTTTCGAAAGATTACTAAGCAAAGGAATTGATTGAATTGCTGAATAATTATTAAAACTCAAGGCTACTAAAGCTTTGCTGTTATATCCACCATCTGTAGCAAGTAGGTGCAACTTGCAGCCCAAACTATGTCCAATACGTATCGATAATTGGTCAACTTGATGCTGGTCTGAACGCTGCCTTTCATGATGAAAACTATATGTTGCAGCTTTTGCTTGGGCCTGATGATCAAATGTTGGTATATAGCTCCAAGCTCTAATCATAAACCCTGCTGAAGCCAGTTCCTCTAGTAGAAGCTTATAAGTTAGGTGAGGTATTGCAGCAAAATACCCTCCTCCAATGAACTCAATAACTCCAATAGGTCTATGTGGAGATAGATACCACAGATTGCCTCTTTGCCTCCAAGTGCTCATTCAGTATTCAAACCTATAAGGCAAATGTAGCGTTACTGGGAGCATGATGCGATGCAATGAAGGGCGACTCATAAGCGAATTAACACTGAATTCACTATTCTCTTTTTAAACTCATTTCGTTGTACTAAAAACTCTCACGGATATCACCTGTAATAAATATTTATTGTATTAGAATAGCATAAAAAAAGAAAGTCACCCTTATAGTAAGCATATTTGACAACATCAGGATAACCTTTTATTATGGATACACGCATAGAATTCCCCTATATAGCTGAAACCGTTGCATTACCGGAGAACTTCTTAATAGTCAGCACAGAACTATTGGATTCTATTAATTGTATTGAAATTGGCGCTATATTATTTGATTTACCTCATCGAACTATTATCACACAAGTAACTTTTCTACTACCTCGCACATCCAATATTGATGGATCAACCAACATAAATAATTTAATTCTCAATGGAAAAATAGGTTTACTATGTCTTTCGTCACTGGTAGAGAATGCCGATTTGATTATCTCACATGATGTTACCTTTCATCGTCAGCAGTTTAGAATTAAGCCACTGCCTGTTATTAATAAACCATGGTTATGTACAAAGAAAGATATACGTTGGCCGATAGAAAAGAAATTACAGCCTAATTACACAATTTATGATCTAGCCCTGGCTTATCATGTGCCAGTGTGGTCCACTAATCGAGCTTTATTCGAGTGTCTCTATTTATCTCAGGTATTTGAACGTTGTCCAGAATTAGAAGCTCTTATCCAAAATGGTTTGGAACCACGTCAGAATTATCGAGCACAGATTTCGAAAACTGATGAGAGTGACTTAGCTAAAGCAGCTGGTTTTACTTGGAACCCTATCGAATCTGTTTGGTGTCGCCGTTTATCAGCAAAAGAAGTAATTGCATTACCATTCCCCGTAGAACCAATTCCTGACTAGATTTGATATCTATTATGGTTTATTGAATTTAGGGAACCTAAAAGTGTTAAATATTGAGCTATCTTAATATAATTAAAATAATATCGCCGAAAGGAAAAACTAGTCAAGATGGAAATTGTTTTGCACTGAGATATAAAGAAATATGACTTTCTACTAAATAAGTTCAAGATTATTCCAAAGTACTGCCTCTTTTACATTATAGAGGCAACTGCAAAATCGGAGCGGCGGGATTTGAACCCACGACCCCCACTACCCCAAAGTGGTGCGCTACCAAGCTGCGCTACGCCCCGTCCTGATTAAAGCTATCACACCGCTTCTCCGCATTTCCTAAAAAGAAGAGGTTGGGTTCCGACCTAAATATTTAAGTAGGCGACCGACCAGTCTTTCACGATTTAAATGGCTGTAGTTATATAAACCAACCTGACGTGCTAGTATACGAAGTTGACATATAGTCATTGTGGCTAACCTTAGTTCAGGAAAATCATACCATCTGTATGATAATAAAGGAAGATGACTCCCCTCCCAATTATCAGGAAATACTCTCAAAGTACTGCCGGCCACCCACTCTGGAATTAGAACTATGAGTATAGCAATCAACCCATAAAGCCTTAGCAGTCCTTTGGGTAAGGGATCTAGTTGACGACTCGAAGGAAAGGGACGTTTATCTTTAGTGCTCATACTCAGAAATAATTAGATTGATTAATCATGATAAGTGCTGCTTAAAATTAATAGAGGTTAATTGTTTTAGTGAAATCTTATAACAGTAGGCTGATTGCAGAATTACTTTAAGAGCTTACTGTCTTGTCTGCATTTAGTACCTAATCAGCAATGAAATACCAGTGAGTAGTAATTGTTTTAACGGACACCAATATTTCTTGCCTAATTTTAAGGTAGTTTTAAAAGTCTATTCAGATTGTAGTCTAATATGATTTATCAAAGTAGTAATAAAAGTAAATAACACAAAAGGAAAGGAAAGCGCTAAAATTAGAACAATACCAACCACTCCGAATAAAGGGCGGCTAGATGTAACTAGGACAAATCCTGTAACCAAGCTAAGAAAGATTAATGATATCCAAACCAGGACTTGACCATAAATATCACCAAAAGTAAGAGTACAACGCAAATTATAAACTTTGAGTGGGGGCATGTTACTAATGCAGATAGACCTATATAGAACATTAGTTCGTCAATGTCTTCAATAATGTTCAAACGCGTGTAAGAATCAGCTTATAGACTTTATTCGTTCTTCTACCTGTTGTCTTTCCCATAGACGCCGATACGTTCCTTGCTTTTCTACCAGTGTCGAATGAGTACCTTCCTGAACAACTTGACCGTCCTCCATGACAAGAATTCGATCACAAACAGCCGCAGCTGAAAGTTGGTGACTAATCATTAATATTGTGCGCCCTTGCTGCTTTTTGAGCGATTTGAGTATCGCAGCAGCAGTAGTGTTATCTACGCTAGCTAAAGCATCATCCAGAACTAATAACGGAGTTTCAACTAATAGCGCTCTTGCTAATGTAGTACGTTGACGTTGACCACCACTTAAAGTAAGTCCTCTTTCTCCCACTAACGTATCGAAACCATCAGGAAACCCCTTTATATCATCAATGAGTCGTGCCGAATAAGCAGCTACTTCAATGTCTTCAGCGTTCGCATTAGGATTACCATACCGTAAGTTATTTGCTAGGCTAGCAGTGAATAAGTATCCTTCCTGCGGAACGAGTGATAGACGCTCTCTCAGAGCACCTAATTCGAGATAGGTTATATCAGTTCCATCATAAAACAATTGTCCTTCAGGGACGTTAACCATACGTCCAAACGCTCGTGCCAATGTTGTCTTCCCGCAACCGACTGGTCCAACGACCGCTACTAGTTCTCCAGGCGCTAACTTAAATCTCAGATTTTTTAGGGTATCATATTTGGCGCCATCATAACGTATCGTCAATCCGCGAGCTTCAATCCAACGATACTCTGACGATGATGTAATCACAGTTGGATTTGCAGGCGATCTAATCAGCGGTTGATGTTCCAGCAACTCCTCCACACGTTCAAGACTAACTTGACCGATCTGAAATGTATTTACAGTAAATCCCAATAAGGCAGTGGGAAACACCAACCGTTCTACGTAGAGAATAAGAGCTACTAATCCACCAATTGTCAGTCTTTGACTCTCAAGTTGGCCACTACCAAGTAGAAGCAAGAACAACAAACTAATGGAAGAAATTCCTTCTAACAATGGAAAAAGAGTGCTACGGGTTCTGACAAGATTGAGAGCTGCATTACGGTAATTACGATTCTTTTGTCCAAAGGCTTCTTTTTCTATTGGTTCTTGACCATAAATTTTAATGGCGCCAATGCCTGATAAATCTTCTTGTATTAATTCATTTAAAGAGGCCAGAGCTTCTTGCTGAAATTTTTGTTGTTTCATCATACGACCACCAAATAAGCGTACAGCTACTAACATCAATGGATATAATGCAACTGCGGTTAGACTTAAACCCGGATCAATAGCCAACATTGCTGGAAGAGTGAGACTATATGCTAAGATTGTATTAGTTAAACTAAGTAACGCAAAACCAAGTAAACGTCGTATATTTTCAACATCACTAGTTGCTCTACTGATGATTTCGCCTATGCCAAGGCGCTGAACCCATGTAACGTCCTGGAGTAACATGTGTTCAAATAGTTTTTGCCGCAGTTCAGATTCAACTTGCCTTCCTACGCGAAAGACCAACATTCTTGACCACAAACGCATACTGCCCATGACAGTTGCAAGAATCACTATCGTTAATGCCTGATGCAATACATGGCTAAAAGCGAAACCATCTTGTAACTCATCAATAACGGTGCGGACTTTCAATGGAATTGCTACACCCAGTAAATTAACTGCTACCAACGTAATGGCGCCTGTAATTACTGTTAATCGATGAGGTCGCAGATATCGACCAATCAAGTCGAGCCGGAGGGTAGTCATTATATGTCTAAAGTTAGGTCGAACTTAAGGATTGGGATGCAAAGATTAGAAGCGCACGTAACCTAGGGTCTGAATTTCACTTGGTACTGAGAGACGAACAAAATCACCCTTTTTATGTTCGGGATCGCGCTCGAGTCAATGAGCTTCTTACTTGCAAAACACCGGCAGCTGGTGATTTAGTGGATCTCGCAAGATTCTTTATTAGATACCAGGGATTTCCAGGAGCTTATGATTTGCAGGAAGATTTAACAAAGGTACTACAATCTTGGCATATGAGTAATGAAGCCCTGAATCAATCTACTCGTAAGTTATGGATGTCAGGTGATGCTTTAGAAACGAAGATTGAAGACTCTGTCGGTTCGGGATTTGATACATCCGACCGCGATGAGAATGAATAAGTTTTAGAAATAACTAATTTCATAATAAGGGCCCCACGATTTTGATTATTTTCTCCAGATCAAATTTGACTATAGGCTGTAGCGAGATTTTAACAGGAACCACTTTTTCTCTCATTATGAGGGATAATCAGATCATTAACTTTAACCAAATTGTATGGGTATGAAAAACCAGAAAACATCAAAGTCTGTTGCCACAAGCAGTGGTCATTCATTGAATTTAAGTATTAAATCAAAACGTAGGTCTATAGTTAGCACACCTGATGCTGTCTTGATTTTAGCCGATGGTACGGTGATGGAGGGTTTTGGTTTTGGGGCTTCTGGTACGTCGATTGGTGAAGTAGTTTTTAATACAGGGATGACTGGATACCAAGAGGTGATGACAGACCCGAGTTACGCTGGTCAGCTAGTTACTTTTACTTATCCGGAATTCGGAAATACTGGTGTCAATTTTCAAGATGACGAAAATCCTAGACCTCATGCTCGTGGCATCATTGTACGTGAGCTTTCGGATTATGCTAGCAATTGGCGAACAGAAGAAGAGTTAGAGAGTTGGTTGAAAAGACATCAAATTATTGGTATTCGTGGCGTTGATACACGTGCATTAGTACGTCATATACGTGAAGTTGGTACCATGAATGGTGCAATCAGTAATGAGGAAAGATCTTATTCAGACGTATTAGAAGAAATCAAAGCAGCCCCCAGTATGAATGGTCTTAATCTAGCTGAAGTCGTATCAACAAAGACCAAGTACCCATGGAGACAACTAACTAATATATCCTTTGATCAGAGATTACAAAATCTACCTCAACGTCCATATCGTGTTGTTGCAATTGACTTTGGTATCAAGAGGGCCATATTGGAGAGATTAACAGCTCATGGTTGTGATGTTACTGTATTACCTGTTGATAGTACTTTGGAGGACGTAATGACTGAACACCCAGAAGGAGTATTTCTATCTAATGGCCCTGGTGATCCCGCGGCGGTTCAATCAGGTATTAGGCTAGCGAAGGAATTAATCGATCAGAGTAATATGCCAATCTTTGGAATTTGTATGGGGCACCAAATTCTAGGATTGGCATTAGGCGGACAAACTTTTAAACTTGATTATGGGCACAGAGGACTTAATCATCCTTGTGGACGTCCTGGACAAGTAGAGATCACTAGTCAGAATCATGGTTTTGCGTTGAAGCCCGATTCTTTACCAACCGACACTGTACACATTACTCACTTTAATCTTAATGACCGTACAGTCGCAGCGTTAGCTCATCGATATTTACCGGTCTTTGGAGTCCAGTATCATCCAGAAGCAAGTCCTGGTCCACACGATGCTGATCATCATTTTGGTAGATTTGTTGCATTAATGGCTGAACGCCGTAGGTAAAAGACTGTGAAACTTTTGGTTAACGACTATTTAATTGGATATTTATTAGATTAGGATTCAACGTTTAGATGTTTCTACAGTCTAAACTGATACAGATTTAGTAACTTTGAAATAGTTTATGTCCCAAAGCCCAAATAATCCTACTTTCTCTTAAAGACTCAATGACGGACTGGCTTAAAACAATTCCATGTTTAGCTCCCGTGAGGGAGCTAGGACCTTTGCAGTTAGCTTGGCTAGGCGATGCTGTTTGGGAGCTTCATCAGAGATTACGTCATTGTAATGTTCCTGGCCGTAGTAAGGATTTGCACTGTGCAGTTGTGAATTCAGTAAAAGCAACCGCACAAGCTGATGCTTTGGAAAAACTAAAGCCATTTTTAGAGAAGAATGAGCTCAACTTAGTTCGGAAGGGTAGAAATAGTGCAGGGCGCGGACCCAGAAATATTAATTCCGCAGCTTATGCTCATGCGACAGGATTTGAGACTATGATTGGTTGGCTCTTTTTACAAAATCCATTACGGTTAGCCCAATTGCTAGACCAACTGGAGGAGGGTATTTCGTAGTTTTTCCTATGTCTATCATGAAAGATCAAAAGTTTCAAGATCCAGATTCAGATTCAGATTATCGAGTAAGTCATTTAAAAAAAGCTAGAAAAAAAATAAAAGAAGGAAAAAATAATACGGTGAAACTCAATAGACATAAAAATTCTGACTTCTCTCGATTTAATAAGCAAGTAAGAGCTACGAATAACGTAATTAGATCAGAAGAACCAGCGCTACAAGATCAATCCACTAGCGGAGACTCTAAGGAATTCTATATCAGAAACAACAAGCGGAAACCAGGTAATTTCAGTAACATAACAAGATCTCATATCGTTAAACAAAATTCCATCAAATACTCAAGAGATTATGACTTACGTCGTGATGACAAGAAAGGTACGGTACACTCCCTGTCCAATAGACAGTTATATCGAAGTAGAGAAGAAAAGAACGGTAGTTTACTAAAAAGTTCGGTATATGATTTCGAGAAGGGTCCTAAGCCGTCGAATGGGTTAGCATCAAAAGTAAATCCTAAGAATAGTAGTCGAAACAAGGGCAATCTTAGTCCTCTTCAGATCTCAAATAATAATGCTAACCCCAGCGCCGATAGCGAAACAGATTTAGTTTGGGGAAGGCACTCTGCTCAAGCTATCTTAGAAAGTGGAAGACCAATTCATAGGATATGGTGTACGTCAGAATTGAAATCTTCTAGTAAATTCTTACAATTATTAAAAAAGACAAAAAAATCAAACGTGCTAGTTGAAGAGGTGACTTGGGCCCGATTAAGTCAACTTACGGGAGGGGGAGTCCACCAAGGAATTGCATTACAAATAGCTGCTGTCGAAGCACTTGACTTAGACAAGTTAATAGAGGCCTGCTATCAGTTAGAAGAACGCCCATTATTAATGGCGGTAGAAGGATTAACTGATCCCCATAACCTCGGTGCAATTATACGTAGTGCTGAAGCACTTGGTGCTCATGGGTTGATTCTTCCTCAACGTCGAAATGCAGGTCTGACCGGATCAGTGGCTAAAGTCGCGGCAGGAGCTTTAGAACATTTGCCCGTAGCAAGGGTGATAAATTTGAATCGCTCTCTAGGTACTCTCAAAGAAAAAGGTTATAGAATTATAGGCTTAGCCGAAGAGGGAGATATTAATCTGATGGAAGCTGACCTTACAGGGCCACTGGTTGTTGTCACTGGCTCAGAAGGCAGTGGCCTTTCATTGTTAACACGTCGTCATTGCGATCAACTGGTACGTATCCCTTTACGTGGGATAACACCTAGTCTGAATGCTGCAGTAGCTAGCTCTTTAATGCTTTATGAAATTGCACGTCGCAGCTGGATGCAGGGGTTAGGAAGTCAATCACCAGCACCAAAACTTCTGAGACCTCGTATAAAATCTGACAACATAATTAAGACAAAGAAGATGCTATTGGCTAATGGTGAAAATACTTCTTCTCTCCCACAAATAGAAGAACTTCAGAAAGTTTCAAGGAAAACCAACAATGAACGTTCGAAGTTATTTGGTAATCTCAAGGAGGATGGGAATTTTAACCCTAGAGATACAAAGTTGGTAAATTTTGAAAATCAAAAACAAGCCCCTAACATCGTCTCTCCGTTGCCATATTACCTTAGTCCGAATAGTGAATTATAATATATCTTTTATCGATATCAAGTTCAAATTTGAGTAGGCTATTCTTCTCTTTGCAATAATGAGTTCGTTCACTTGTTTTCTATGCAACTTATTTAACGGCATTGGTCTTGCTTGGTGGGCCCGCATAGAAACATCATCACCAAATACAATTTATTGGTATGGCCCCTTCTTGAGATACCGTAGTCTGGAAAGATCCCTTCCTATATTCCTGGCTGATATCACTAGCGAAGGACCAAAAACAATAAAACAAATTATCTTGCGCACACACCGTCACGAGCCTTTCACTATCGATGTTGGTCCCAGCTGATAGCGTCTGTGTAGCAAAAAAGAGAAATCGCATGGGGATTATCGAATTACGCGAGCAATTACAACAAGGGCACGTTTCAGCGCTAGAATTAACCAATCAGTATCTTGAGAGGATCCAGGAAGTAGATCCGAAGGTACATGCTTTTCTAGAAATTACAGCTGAGCGTGCTAGATTTGATGCTAGAAGAATAGATGAACTGAGATCAAAAGGGGTGCTCTTACCACCTTTAGCAGGAATCCCAATCGCCATTAAGGATAATATTTGTACGAAAGGCATTCGTACCACTTGCTCTAGTCGTATGCTGGAGGCATTTATACCTCCATACGAATCAACAGTAACAGAGAAACTTTGGAAAGCTGGTGCAATCCTACTTGGTAAGACAAATCTTGATGAGTTTGCAATGGGTAGCTCAACCGAAACTTCTGCTTTTGGTGCAACTGCTAATCCATGGGATTTAACAAGAGTACCCGGGGGTAGTTCGGGCGGGAGTGCGGCTGCAGTAGCATCAGGGGAATGTGTTGCTTCTCTAGGATCTGATACTGGTGGGTCAATACGTCAGCCAGCTGCTTTTTGTGGTCTGGTTGGATTAAAACCTACATATGGTCGTGTCAGCCGTTGGGGTTTGGTTGCTTTTGCTAGTTCACTGGATCAAATAGGTTCATTTACGCATACAGTAGCTGATGCTGCGGAACTTCTCCACGTGATTGCTGGTGAAGATTACAAAGACGCTACTTGCCTAAAAGTATCAGTACCAAACTACCAATCAATTTTACAGAAGTCAATTTCTGGACTACGAATAGGTTTGATTAAAGAATGTTTTGACCCGAATGGTCTTGATCCTCAAGTAGCAAGCGCTGTAAATAAGGCAGCTTCCCATTTGGAATCACTTGGTTGTGAACTAGTAGAGATAAGTTGTCCTCAATTTAATTATGGAATAGCAACTTACTATATTATAGCCCCATCAGAAGCATCCGCTAATTTAGCTCGCTATGACGGTATGAAATACGGGTATCGAGCAGAAGGAGTGGAAAATTTAGCAACTATAACGTCACAAAGTCGTGCTCAAGGATTCGGTTCTGAAGTTCAACGCAGAATTCTAATTGGAACATATGCTTTGTCTGCAGGTTATGTTGATGCTTATTATAAGAAAGCACAGCAAGTAAGAACTCTCATCCGCCGCGATTTTGACGCTGCCTTTGCAAAGGTAGATGTACTGCTGACACCTACGGTTCCCAGTACAGCCTTTTTAGCTGGTGCACATACTGATGATCCTCTGCAAATGTACTTATCAGATTTGTTAACTATACCTGCCAATCTAGCTGGGCTACCAGCAATGAATATACCATGTGGTTTTGATGATACTGGTTTACCAATAGGAATGCAACTCATTGGTAATGTGCTTGAGGAAAGTCGTATACTCCAAGTCGCCCACCATTATGAAGTAACTACAAATATAATGAGTAGTAACCTTTAAGAAAAACCACTTTATTCTGAGATTTAGTTCTTCAGCTTGTGATATTATCGTGCGTTATTTGTCTAGGTGTCTTACGGTTAAATTGAATCACAAAAATCCTTGTTATCGGTAGCATTAAGTTGACTTTCGTTCCTCTTCACAATCACAGCGATTATAGCTTGCTAGATGGAGCTTCCCAGCTACCACAAATGGTCAAGCTAGCTAAACAGCTTAAAATACCGGCATTAGCATTGACAGACCATGGTGTTATGTATGGTGCTATTGAGCTACTGAAATTATGTAAGTCAGCGCAAATGAAACCAATAATTGGCAATGAGATGTATGTCATTAACGGTTCAATTCATGAACCGCAAAAGAAAAAAGAACGTCGTTATCATTTAGTTGTATTAGCTAAGAATGCGATAGGATATAAAAATCTAGTTCGACTTACTACTATTAGTCACCTCCAAGGTATCCGTGGACGAGGCATTTTCTCTCGAGCTTGTATAGATAAGCAACTTCTGAAGGAACATAATGAAGGCTTAATTGTCTCTACAGCATGTCTTGGTGGTGAGATTCCTCAGGCTATTCTTCATGGCAAAATTGAAAAAGCTATAGATATTGCTTCCTGGTATCAAGAGGTCTTTGGAGATGACTTCTATTTAGAAATTCAGGATCATGGCTCTCGCGAAGATCGAATAGTTAACGTAGAGATGGTGCGTATTGCCAAACAGCTGGGAATTAATTTAGTTGCTACGAATGATTCTCATTATTTAACTAAAGATGATATAGAAGCCCATGATGCACTATTATGTATTTTAACAGGAAAAGTAATGTCTGATGAAAAAAGACTTAGGTATACTGGAACTGAGTATATAAAAAGTGAAAAAGAGATGTGCTTACTATTCAGAGATCATATCGAAGAGAACATTATCGTAACTGCTATTGAGAATACAGCGAGAATAGCGGCGAAAGTAGGAGAGTATGATTTACTGAAGGATTATCAAATGCCACTCTTCCCTATTCCCGTAAATCATACACCCTTCACATACTTAAGTGAGATATCACAGCAAGCACTTAGTCATCGAATTGGAACTTTAACGCGCGATGGAGCAGAGTATTTTGATCGATTAAACTATGAGTTGAAAGTAATAAACGAAATGGGTTTCCCAACATACTTCTTAGTTGTATGGGACTATATTCGTTTTGCTCGTGAGCAGGGGATTCCCGTAGGGCCGGGTCGTGGATCAGCTGCGGGTTCACTTGTTGCTTATGTTTTAGGGATTACAAACATTGATCCTGTTGCGAATGGTTTACTTTTTGAACGTTTTCTCAATCCAGAACGTAAATCGATGCCTGATATTGATACAGATTTTTGTATTGAACGCCGTAATGAAGTTATAGATTATGTTACTGCAAGATATGGTGATAACAAAGTGGCTCAAATTATTACGTTTAACCGTATGACGTCTAAAGCGGTCTTAAAAGACGTAGCCCGAGTACTTGATATTCCATACACTGAAGCTGATCGTTTAGCAAAATTAATACCTGTAATAAGAGGCAAGCCTGCAACACTAAACTTAATGATAAGTAATGATACACCATCACCTGAATTCCGTAGAAAATATCTGAGCAATCCTTTAATTCATCACTGGGTTAATATGGCTCGTAGGATTGAGGGAACTAATAAAACTTTTGGAGTACATGCTGCAGGAGTTGTTATATCAGCTCAACCACTTGATGAATTAGTTCCACTACAATTAAATAATGAGGGTCAGATTATAACTCAGTATTTTATGGAAGATATTGAGTCCATGGGACTTTTAAAAATGGACTTTTTAGGGCTGAAAAATTTAACGATGATTGAGAAAACAATCGATTTGGTGATTGCTAGTTGTGGGGAAGAAATAGATATAGATCGCTTACCTTCAGGAGATATAGAAACGTTTGAATTGCTCGGTAGGGGAGATGTGGAAGGTGTGTTTCAGTTAGAATCCGGTGGTATGAAACAGATAGTACGGGATTTAAAACCTTCCTGTCTGGATGATATATCTTCAATTCTAGCATTATATCGACCAGGGCCATTGGATGCTGGGTTAATTCCAAAATTTATCAATCGTAAACATGGAGACGAAATAATTAATCTTGCGCATTCAGGACTAGAATCTATCTTAGCCGATACCTATGGTATTATGGTGTATCAAGAGCAAATCATGCGAATTGCTCAAGATTTAGCTGGATACACATTGGGGGAGGCGGACTTATTAAGACGAGCCATGGGTAAGAAAAAAGTTTCCGAGATGCAGAGGCATCGTAATATATTTGTCCAAAAGGCAGGAGATAAGGGTATTGGAGAGTCCGATGCTGAAAATTTATTTGATCAAATGGTTTTATTTGCCGAGTATTGTTTTAATAAGAGCCATTCCGCAGCATACGGAGCAGTAACTTATCAAACAGCTTACCTGAAAGCGCATTATCCGGCTGCGTACATGGCTGCTCTACTAACAGTTAATTCCGGAGCTAGCGACAAAGTTCAAAGATACATATCAAACTGTAACTCTATGGGAATTGAGGTCAGACCTCCAGATATTAATGGCTCTGATAGGAATTTTACACCACGAAGTGGTAGTATCTTGTTTGGCTTGTCCGCTATACGTAATTTAGGTGAAGGAGCTATCCGTCAAATATGTGAATCGCGAATTCGCCACGGATTGTTTACTTCACTAGCTGATTTATGCGATAGACTTCCTATAACTTTGTTGAGTCGCCGTAATCTAGAGTGTCTAATTAATTGTGGTGCGATGGACAGTATCGCACCGAATGGTAATCGTGCGCAATTAATAAGTGATTTGGATATAACAATTGACTGGGCCGATTCTAGAGCTAAAGATCGAGCTATTGGCCAAGGCAATTTATTCGACCTACCTATTAGTTATAATAAAAATTCAAGCAGGGGCAATTTGTTAACTGCTCCAAGCGGACCTGCAGTTGAAGATTATCCAGCTACTAAGAAGTTACGACTTGAGAAGGAAATTGTAGGATTTTACCTTTCACACCATCCATTAAAACAGTTAATACAACCAGCATACTTATTAGCACCAATTGGTTTGGCTAGTCTTCCTGAGCAAGAGGATAAGTCTAAAATTAGTGCAATAGTAATGGTACCAGAGATTAAACCAATAATAACGAAGAAAGGAGATATGATGGCAGTCTTACAGATTGAAGACTTAACGGGTAGCAGCGAGGCAGTAGTTTTCCCTAAAGTATATTCACAATTGTCTGACTATATAATCCTGGATGCAAGACTGTTAATTTGGGGTTCAGTTGATCATCGTGATGAGAAAGTTCAGATAATAATTGATGATTGTCGAACTATTGATGAGTTAAGAATATTGATAATCGAATTGACGTTGAGTGAGGCTGGAGATGTCTCCATACAACACAAACTTCGTGAGTGCTTACTATTACACCAAAAGCAAAGATCAGAAACCGGCCTTACAACACCGGTTGTTGTTTCAGTAAAAGGTAATTTAGGTTGTCGGTACGTACGATTGGGATATGAGTTTTGCGTAAATGATATGCAATCAGCTTTAAATACCCTACATAAGCAGAATTTTAGTGCTTATTTAAGTCCTCCAGTCGTGCACTCTCGCGACAAAATTGAAACCAAATAATTCATGAATACGATAGGGTTTTATTCTTTTCCTCTTAAACGATTAATATTGATTAACACTTGCTCAAATCCTAAAGTAGTGCCTGGTAATTTTCCCCAGCTAGTTGATATAATCCCGTAGCTTAGTCCAATCAAGGATAAGAAGAAGCATAAACCAGACATAAGTAAAGTCAATCCTGGTGGTATTTTAATAATCTCTCGACTTACTAATATATAGTTGGAAATAAAAACTGCTATACCCAACATAGCCGGTATACCTGTAGTCAAGGCAATTCTACGCACCATCCTATCTGCGATAGTTGTGGGAATCGCTTTATAAGTCGGTCTCAAGTTTGTATCATTGGTGTTTAACTGATTAGCACTTTTGTTTTTCCGTACCTGAGTCTGAAACGGGCTATTTGACTTAGCCATAATTAAAGTATCACAAGATTAACCACGAATACCTAATTGTTGAATCAATTTTCTATATCGATCTTCGTTCTTACTATGGAGATAGGTCAGTAATCTTTTACGGCGACCAATCATTTTTAACAAACCTTGTCGAGAAGAAAAATCATGCTTATTTTGTTGTAGGTGACTACTAAGTTTAGCTATTCGTTCACTCAACATTGCAACCTGTACTTCAATGGACCCTGTATCTGTAGCGTGAATCTGATGTGTACTAATCAATTGCTGTTTGCTAGTAGTGTCTAATGGCATTTGTAGTGCTTCGAAGCTAGTGGTGATGATGGACAGACTAACCCTTGATAGGTTCAGATTGTTTGTTGATCCAATGTACAAAGTACTTCCCTAAGCCAACTGTCAAAATCTGAGTTTTCATTTAAAGTACTACTTACCTGAGTCGACTTAATTGCCTGTTGAATTTCGAGGTTCTCATATCCAAGGGATCTGAGAACACTTTCTAGCTCGATAATCAATGTCTTATAAATAAAGGATTTGTTGTTGCAGGTTTCTTCTGATGATAGTGTCATCTGTGCAGACTGACAATAGGCAGTGAGACGACTACGAAGTTCAACTGAAAGTTTCTCAGCTACACGTTTACCTATCCCTTGAGCTTTACTCAACATTTCTAAATCTCCATTTACAATTGCATTAACAAGTAGTACATGACCAAGGGTAGACTGTAGCGATATGGCAATTTGAGGTCCTATCCCACTAATGCTAATAAGTTCACCAAAAAGGTCTCTATCGTAGCGATTTGCAAATCCGTAAAGAGTCCACTGCTTTTCTCTGATAATCATATATGTGTGTAATGCCAAGCGCTCTCCTAATCTCGGAAGACATTCCCAATCACGATGGTTAACATATACCTCATACCCTATTCCATTGCAGTTCATGACAATCCCTACTCGAGCCCCCTTCTTCCAACGTTCCAGCAGTTTACCTTCTAGCCAAGTAATCATAGAGAAAGTTTCAACAGCCTTATGGTACTTGATATCCAAAGCTCTTATCTTATAATGGTTTACCTTAAATAGGTATTTACCGAAGTATAACATAAAGATAGACCTTACTATGTTTGCAAATAGCATGCTTGCAAAACAGCAAGTATACTCAGCATTCGTATGAGTTGTGATCTTCCTATTCGACAACTCATATAACCAGAAAGAAAACTCTCTTCTTTAAACTAAGGTCTTTCTAATTAATTACTCTCCCCGTTGAATAAACAAGATCCTCATCAACATATAGTTGAAGCTGTTAAAGAGCGGTTAGATATTGTTGATATTATTAGTGATTATGTGATTCTCAAAAAAAGAGGCAGAGAGTTTGTAGGAATTTGTCCGTTTCATAATGATAAAACCCCATCTTTAACAGTATCCCCAACCAAGAAGCTCTACCACTGTTTTTCGTGTGGTGCTGGTGGTAATGGAATCAAATTCTTAATGGAATTTCAGCGAAGGAATTTTCACGACACTATACTACATCTTGCGCAAAAGTATCAACTTTCAATCGAGATAGACTCGAGTGATCCACAAACATCACAGCGTGAAAAAGTATATGAAATCCTAACTTTGGCTAGTCAATGGTTTCATAGCCAACTTTACAAACCAACAGGTGCTAAAGCTCTAACATATCTCCAGAAAGAACGTAACCTCAATAACGAAATAATCAATAATTTTGGTTTAGGATATGCTCCAGCAAGATGGGATGCTCTTTTCCAATACCTACATGAGACAAAGCATTTCACAGTAGAAGTATTAAAGAAGTCAGGTTTGGTAAAGCCACGAAATAGTGGAATAGGGTTGTATGATCGATTTCGAGATCGAATAATAATACCAATTCGTGATTATCAAGGAAGAACTATTGCATTTGGTGGTCGATCTTTGAGTGAAAACAATCCTAAATATCTAAATTCTCCGGAGACTGAAGTATTTCAGAAAAGCAAGTGTTTATTTGGGATTGACAGGGCATATCATTCTATTAGTAAGTGTGATGAAGCTGTTGTTGTAGAAGGATACTTTGATGTTATCTCATTACATCGAGTAGGAATAACAAATGTTGTTGCCTCATTAGGCACAGCTCTTAACAAGCAACAGATGACACAATTATGTCATTATACAGAACATAAACGTATTGTTCTAAATTTCGATACAGATGAGGCTGGTTTTCAAGCCACTCAAAGGGCTATCAATGAAGTCGAAGAGCTAGCATTGAAAGGGCAAGTGGAATTAAGAATACTACATCTCTCAAAAACCAAAGATCCAGATGATTTCACCAATAGCCACAGTCCTTTGGAGTATCAGATGTTATTAGATAAAGCTCCTTTGTGGTTAGATTGGCAAATAGCTCAAATATTGGAGGATAAAGATTTAAACGAGACTAAGCAATTTCAACAAGTAATTAGCGCGGTAGTTTCTCTAGTAGGGAAATTATCACAACCAACCTTACGAAGTCATTATCTAAAGAAAGTAGCAGAACTATTAAGTGGAGGTCAGTCAAGGTTCGCTTTACGTTTGGAAGAAGATTTACACAGACAAATAATAAAAGAGAATCATAATCCGTTTGACATATCAACTTATCATGGTCACTCTCACGAATTCAAAATCCAGGAGTTAGCTGAAGAGGAAATACTGCGAATCTATATCCATTGTGGTTCTTCCCGAGAAAGAATTCATCATGAATTATTCGAGAATCAAAATATTAACTTTAATGTACCATCTCATTCTTTTATATGGAACGCTATTGAGCGAGTTCAATCGGATTATCTCAAAATTCATCTTCTAAAAGGTTCGGGATCCATAGAAAGTTCAAAGTTAGCGAATTTAGATTTGGTTAAGCTTCTCCCTAATCAACTAATACCGGAAAGTAATTCTGATCTTAACAATAAATTAGTACAGCTCCTTAATCCAAATGAAGTACAATTGGCGGCACTTACGCAACCCCTCCTTCAATTACGTGGGGCTATAGCAGTAATAGAGAAACAAAAAAGTCTTAAGCGATGTCAGTATTTACTAGATGCTTGGAGTAATCAGCGGCTACAAACTCTTGAAGACTGCATTGGAATCTTGATTGAGCAAGAGAGTGTTGAATCTCCGGGACCTGTTAACATGGAAAGCAAGGTAGATAGTATGTTTTTTATGCTTAATGCCAATACAATTCGATTCCAAGAACTTTACTATAGAGAGCGTGAGTACATTAGCAATCTTGATAGGCAAAGGTGGACCAATCTCGTCACCTAGATACCTTGCTTTTATACTAACTATTGAATATCAATGTGTCCTGATATACTGGAGCTGTTAACAAATAAGTATTTTAAAAGTAGAAAAATTTATTACAATGCTGTTGTTCCTAATAAGTTGTAATTTATTACAAATTTCATTCAACAGATTACTAGTGATGGAGAGCTCAACCGGATCTCATCTTAAACTTAGCGAACTCGAACCAGGTCAGGAAGCGATTATAACTGCTCTTTTTACTCAAGATCAGTACCTATTACGTAGATTAAATGCGTTAGGGTTCTGTCAAGGTAAACAGTTAAAACTTTTGCGTCGTGGGCCATGGGGCAGTCCTCTACATTTACGCATTGGAATGACAGAGTTAATGATGCGAGAACGGGATGCTAGTCAAATTATAGTGGAACCCTGCATAGGTGTGTTGTGAGTCCAGTAAAAGTGGCACTTCTCGGCATGCCAAATACAGGTAAGTCGACATTGTTTAATGCCTTAAGTGGTGGTCATGCTCATATAGGTAATTGGCCAGGGATTACTGTCGATCTCTCACAAGCGGAAATAGAATTAGAGGGAGGAGAAGAACATAAAAAACTAATACTAGTAGATTTGCCAGGTGTCTATGACCTTCATGGTTTTTCAGAAGATGAGGCCATCGTCCAAAGATTTCTGAATCAAACGCCACCAGATTTAGTGGTGATTGTGTTAAATGCTAGCCAAATTGATCGACAATTACACCTCGCATTGCAAGTTCGTAGCTTGCAACTGCCTGCTTTGGTAGCTCTTAATATGAGCGATGAAGTAAATAGATTCGGAGTAAATATTGATCATTTGGCTCTCGAAGCTGGACTCATGATGCAAGTTATACCAATTAGTGCAAAACATAAACAAGGACTGGAGTTATTATTGAAAATAATTACACAAATATCATATAGTTTACCGGAACATACATCGAACGACAAGAAGAATGTAGCAATAGAAGAGGATTTAACAAAAAATATGCAATCACTTCTCGAGTCAGCGATTACGCTCCCGCATCAATGGCGAGATCGCCTGACGCGCCAAGTGGATTCTATAGTGTTGCACCCCTGGTTGGGACTGCCATTGTTCTTTTTAACAATGTTTAGTACTTTCCAATTTATTTATGCTCTTGGGGTTCCAGCGCAAGCATTATTAAACCGATGGCTTGATACTATTGGACATTTATTGATAGAGCCTCTTGTTACACCTTTACATCCTTTTTGGCAGGGTTTGTTAATAGACGGTTTGTATAAAGGAATTGGAACTGTAATGGTTTTCATGCCTGTAATCTTTTTATTTTTTCTAGTTATTGGCATAATAGAAGATAGCGGTTATTTATCTAGGGCTGCTTATTTGATGGACGCGTTAATGGAACGTCTGGGATTAGATGGTCGTTCTTTTGTCCTATCATTAATGGGTTTTGGTTGTAATGTTCCGGCAATACTTGGTACACGTGTAATGCGAAGTCGCAGTCTGCGTTTATTATCAATGTTAATCATACCATTTTCACTTTGCTCTGCGAGATTAAATGTATTTCTATTCATAGCATTTGCACTTTTTCGTCCCCCGTTAGCCGCTACTGTAATCTTTAGTTTATATATAGTTAGCTTTCTAGCCGCTCTCCTAACAGCTTTCTTGTTTAAGGGACACTTTACAAGTCGCGAGCCTGTGGTGCTCGAGTTACCACCATATAGATTTCCAACTGTTACTCAAATGCTCAAACGGGCCTGGGCGGAAGTAAAACATTTTTGGGTATGGTCTAGACGTTTCATTGTGTTTGGAGTGGTAGCTGTCTGGTTAATGAACAACCTTCCTTTAGGTGTGGAACCGGCATCTGCGGCTTCATTATCAGGACGTCTTGGTGAAGCGTTACAACCACTGTTACAGCCTATAGGTATTAATCCTAGTCTTGCAGTCGCATTGGTCTTCGGGTTTGTTGCTAAAGAGATTGTCCTTGGTGGATTAGCCGTGACTTATGGTCACACCGACCATATACAATTAGGGCAAGCTCTAGCTTCCGAATTGACTAGAGTACAAGCTTACAGTTTTATGTTGTTTACCCTGCTATACACACCTTGCCTGTCAACGATAGCTGCTATTCGCGCGGAGTCAAAGGATTGGTACTTTACCGGATTATCAATTATTTGGTCCGTGGGATTGGCTTGGGTGAGTTGTTGGATATTCATTCAAGTAGTAACAAGATAGTTGGCATTGAATTAGACAAAAATTTTAACGAGTAATCCACTACTGCTTTAAAGTTTTATAGACAAATAACTAGGGTATACGAAACCTTTTGATATTTAACAAACCCATGAACTTATGTCCTAGGATTTTGTTGTAAGAAAAGCTATGTACGAAACGAAATTTTCCAAGCTAGGCAGTTAGGTTAGGCTAAAAGGTAGCTAATGACTTTTTTAGGACATACAGCAAGAAAAAATTTTGGTCAACATTGGTTAAAAGATAAAACTATTTTAAGAAAGATTCTTGAAGTAGCTGAAATCTCACCCAGTGATATTATACTAGAAATTGGGCCTGGGCGTGGTGCATTAACGAAATATTTATTAGCATCTTTAGCTTTATTTACTTATGCAGTAGAGCTAGATCGCGATTTAGCATTTATGCTCCGAAAACAATTAGGATTTAGTTCTAGACTAGCTTTGGTCGAGGCTGATATATTAAATATCGATTTCCTTTCGCAAGGTAAATGTCGACCAAATAAGGTTGTTGCAAATATCCCTTACAATATTACAGGACTATTATTGGAGAATTTATTAGGGACTTTAATAACACCAGCAGTCAGACCATATGAAAGAATCGTTTTACTAGTTCAGAAAGAAGTAGGAGAAAGAATTTGTGCACATCCTGGGGACAGCAACTATGGAGCGTTAAGCGTACGAATGCAGCTCTTAGCTAGGTGTTATAATATATGTGAAGTCCGTCCGAGCTGTTTTCAACCACCCCCATCTGTTAAGTCATTAGTACTGGTTTTGAAACCCTTACCGACTCAAGACCTTCTAATTCCTAATCTAGCCTCTCAAGTTGATAAGTTATTGAATCTCTGTTTTTCTTCTCGTAGAAAAATGCTACGAAGTACCTTGCCAAAGCTGATAGATAGAGACTGTCTAGAAAATTTAATGATTGAGACAGGAGTTGATTTACATCAGCGGCCTCAAGAGGTGAGTCCTGCAGCATGGGTCAAACTAGCGATGAACCTAAATGGGCTACCATTGAATTCTTGATTCACTACTCCTAACACTTATATAAATGCTGGATTCAGATCCTAGACAATCCCAATTCATCCTCAGTTCTCCTGCTAAGATAAACTTACATTTAGAGATTTTAGGTATTCGGGCAGATGGTTTTCATGAATTAGCTATGGTTATGCAGAGTGTTGATTTAGCAGATACACTTTTTTTCAAGGCCAATAGTAACGCAAGAATTTCATTAACTTGTAATAATCCTAGACTAGTAACAGATGAAAAGAACTTAATTATACAAGCAGCTCAGTTACTAAAGTCACGTTCAGGGTTACCTAATTTAGGTGCAATTATCGGCCTCGAAAAACGTATCCCTATCGGTGCTGGCCTTGCAGGTGGATCTAGTAATTGTGCTGCAACATTAATAGGATTAAACAAGCTTTGGAATCTGGAATATACGCCTATTCAATTATTGAATCTTGCGACTGAATTGGGATCAGATATACCATTCACAATGAAAGGAGGGTCTCAATTCTGTTTTGGAAGAGGAGAAGTTTTAGAATTTATTGATAATCTCAAGATAAAAGCACCTAACCTAGCGATTCTAATAATAAAAAGTCCAGAGACAAGTGTCTCTACACCTTGGGCATTCAAACAATACAAAGAGGCTCGGCAAAATCAATATTTAACGGAAGAAAGCGATTTTGATCTAAGACGGCAAATATTAAGAAAAGGTCAGTTAACTTTGGCCTTGAAAGGACAAGCGCCCTTTCCGGCAATTCAAAATGACTTACAAGAGATCGTAGAAGAACATGAGGAAAGTGTCCGTCAAGGATTAAATCTCTTAAAAAGCAGGACTGAGAGCTTAGCAATCGCGATGAGTGGCTCTGGGCCAAGTTTATTTGCACTATTTGATACTCTAGAATCAGCCCAAGTAGCCCAATTTCAGTTGGCTGTCACTTTGAGGGATCAAGGTTATGAATCTTGGTGTACTTCTTTGCTATCACATGGAATTTATTTAGATGATTGCAATGAATAAAAATCAAAATTTTGTCAGATTAGTGTCACCCGATCAGTCTTCCCTTTCATCTAATAACAAGAAACTCGAGACAATTGCTTTAAGAAATAATAAGAAAAGTCCATTACACTTTTTGTCAGGATCTTTAACAGCCCTTTTGTTCGGATGGCTCAGTTTAAAATTGAGTCAGGAGATGTCAATATATTTTGCCTTGCATTCATTTAACACAAAATCATCTATAAATATTACTTTTAGTGTAGCATTAAAGACACTGATAATTGGGATCACATACTTAGCAACTTTTAGCTTTAGTTTTATAGGCATTGGTTTATTTGTGATCTTTATACGTAGTGTGTTATTAGACAATGAGGATACCACTTCAGAGCACTAGATCAGTAAACTCTCAAAAAGCTTTTTCATAAACTCTTATGACACCCCATGATCTTGGCCTCCTTACGCTACTTTTGTCTTCTGGATTATTATTGTCCGTGCTTTTATTGGTAACTTTTGCAGCTGGTGGCTGAATACTTGATATAATCTAATTAACTCCCTGGTTAGAGTTAGCTCTATTGACACTGTGGCAGAAACTCTTCTATTCAATGCACTTCGGGAAGCTATAGACGAAGAAATGGCTCGTGATCCATATGTCTGTATTATAGGAGAAGATGTGGGTCAGTATGGTGGCTCATACAAAGTAACAAAAGACCTATATGAGAAATATGGAGAACTACGTGTACTTGATACACCCATTGCTGAGAATAGCTTTACCGGTATGGCTGTAGGTGCAGCTATGACAGGTCTAAGACCAATTGTAGAAGGTATGAATATGGGCTTTTTATTGTTAGCATTTAATCAAATATCAAACAATATGGGTATGTTACCATATACCAGTGGCGGGAATTTCAATATTCCAGCAGTTGTTCGTGGTCCTGGAGGTGTAGGTAGACAATTAGGTGCAGAACATAGTCAGCGTCTTGAAGCATATTTTCATGCAATTCCTGGTATCAAAATAGTTGCGGCAAGCACACCTACTAATGCAAAGGGCTTAATGAAAGCAGCTATTCGGGACAATAATCCAGTATTATTTTTTGAACATGTCTTATTGTATAACTTAAGTGAAGAAATACCTAAAGGTGAGTATATATGCGCCTTAAATCAGGCTGATTTGGTCAAAGAAGGTGAAGATATTACTATTCTCACATACTCACGAATGAGATATCATTGCCTTAAGGCAGTAGAACATTTACGATCCGAAAATATCAATGCAGAGCTAATAGACTTAATTAGCCTTAAACCTTTTGATATGGATACAATTATACAATCCATTAATAAGACTCATCGTGTCCTAATTGTAGAAGAGTGTATGAAGACCGGTGGCATCGGTGCTGAGTTAATAGCCTTGATTACCGAACGTTGCTTCGATGATCTAGATATCAGACCTGTCAGACTCTCCAGTCAGGATGTACCTACACCATATAATGGCAAACTAGAAAATATGACTATTGTACAACCAAGCCAAATTGTTGAAACAGCCCGGCAAATTGTAGCCTCTAAAATCTGATTCTTTAGTCACAATAGTAGTATATTCTAAGGATATGCAACTTTTAGTAATACACAGATTTTTTATATTTCAGTATGCTTCTTGCGCTTCACTCTATGTACGGAAAGCAGAGCAAACATTCAACCCAACAATGTAAACGAGGGAGGTAACTCGTCCTCGTGATATAATGTTAGACTGCAGAGATTAGTGAGAAATTCTAACTATCTAACCATTTAATCGTTGGAACTTGGGCTATCATTCTTGCCTGAATATCCTAAGCCATTGGAGTCTGCATATCTTTGCGCAAAGCGCATAAAGCGTTCAAAATCAGATTCGGATTTCCAAGTATATGTTGCTTCCAATGCGCTTGGTTTACCATTGACAAAGCTAGCCTTAACCTCTCGAGTCACTAACTCGCCTTCTTCATCAATCATAAACATACCCGTAATGTCCACAAGCGTTTCAGGTGCTAGAGCAACTGGTTTCTCGAAACGAAAAGTAGCTTGTCCAGTCCGTCCATCTCTGGAACGTGTTACACGAATATCCGGTAAAACGGTTTCATCCACGCCGCGGAAAAACTGAATCGCAGCCATAGGCTCTGAACCAAAATCGGATCTTAGGGTGCCTACGCATAAATGACGGCCCCTGTCATTACTTGTCAGAACACCATGCTTTATTAATTCTTGCACTGCTTGCTTAGCTGTTTGTTGACCTAGATCCAGAGATTGCTTTTGTGGACTTCGCTTCAACTCAAAATGATAACAATGGTCATAGTAATCCAGAATCTGTAAGCATGTATCGATTAGGCATCCTTCGTTAATTGCTTCGAAGGCCAATTGTGTGCGTTTAGGACCTAATCGGCGACTAATTCTACTAGTTGCTTCCTTGAGCTTACTTCGAGTAAACGGTCCGTATGTCATCATTAATTGACGAATACGATAAGTAACCGGACGTTGAATCTCTAATAAATTAGCTTTTTGCATCTGCTTCCATAAAGCAATTGGGATACGACAAGTCCCTATTTGTGTACTTTCACCTTCTAGCCAAATTGTTCTAGCTATAGACGCATAATATAAATGCATCGACAGTAGGTTTTCGTAATGCTCTGTACTTGGTTGAGCAGGTAAACCAATGTTTCCGAAGCTGCTACCGCGATGTTGAGCTAGTCCCTCTAAGTCCAATATGTATTTTCCATGTGATTCGAAGGCTAAAAGGAGATCTGTTTTACCAGTTCCCGTTCGTCCCCCAATTAAGTGCAGCGGCCAAGAGAGCCTAAATTGACTAAGTACCCAAGAACGAAAAGTTTTATACCCACCCTGAAGAACAATACCAGTATACCCTAATATTCCTACTAACCAGGCCATACTGGATGAACGCATACCTCCACGCCAGCAATAAATACGAATGGTTTGATTACCACTTGATAAATAATTGCATCGCCTTACATTCCATATCTCTATTTGTTTTACTATAGAATCCAGCTTTGGTTCAACAATCTTGAGACCTAATTGAATAGCAGTATCGGAACCTTGTTTTTTGTATACAGTACCGATCTCTACCCGTTCCTTATCAGTAAAGATAGGTAAGTTCAAGGCGCCGGGCCAATGTCCTTGATTATACTCAGAAGGAGTTCTAACATCGATAATAACAGGATTCATATTTAAAAATTCTTCTATTTGACAGCGCTTCATAAGCATCTTTCCAGATGGTTTAGTTCACGATCATTGAAACAATGAGCAAAAGTCAGTGTTTTCTCGACCCGCTCGTTACTATGCATACTTGTTCATCAGCACGTATTAACTTGAATTTTGATGAACTACTGGAGAGGTTCATCACCGCTTCAGAAAGGCAACGACGCACCTTGAGAAAGTCTATAGAAGGTCAGGTTGCCGAAGTAGCAACGAGAATTCCTGCACTTCTTGACCGTTTTGATCCTAAACAGGATGATTGGATACCAGGCTGGTTAATCCAGCTAGCGGTTAATGAGGATCCTGAGGCTATTATTCGACTGCAGAAATCCTATCCAGACGGTTGGCTAGACACGCCTTCAGATGCTGGGCTCGACTACACTACATTACAGATAGCTCTTCAATTGCAACAGTTTGAAGAAGCTGATCGGCTAACAAACCGAGCTCTTCGTGAGTTAGCGGGTTCAGCTGCAATGCAGCGAGGATATGTATACTATAGCGAGGTCGTATCTATTATAAGTCTAGATCTCATTACCTTGGATAGGTTATGGTCAGTATATTCATTGGGACGCTTTGGTTTTACAGCACAACGTAAATTATTACAAGCGTGTAATGGTCGATGGGAGCAACTTTGGCCTCGCATCGGTTGGAAAACAAATGGTGTTTGGACTAGATATCCTTCTGCTTTTGACTGGTCGTTAGAAGCTCCCGAAGGTCACATGCCGATGATAAATCAATTACGAGGTATTCGATTAATGGATGCTTTACTAAAACATCCTGCGTTCAAGGAACATCTAGGGACTACTAATTAGCTAAGACTTGATATGGTAGACTTATTTTCTATGAGAGTCACACCTTTATATCACCCATAACGTTTGGAACGTACGTAAAAATCGATGTTATATACTGAGATTTTGATTTTGGTATTTTGTCTCAGTTATTATGCTACTAATATTGCTAGGCGTTGAAGATAGAGTTCATCTTTCTCATTTCGTTGCATACCAGACTCTCGTCAGAAAGTGCGACTCCTCAAAAATACGTTCAAAGCCTGCTGCTCGGATGTGTGCGGTAATATCATCGCTAACATAATCATAGTAGTAGGGCTCATGGAATATACGCCTGAAATTTTCGATTATTACCCTGAACTGTGGGGAATGAGCTAATTGTATGGAGTCCGCCAGGACTAATATGCCGCCTGGTCTAAGTACTCTAAAATATTCGTTTAGCACATTCTGTCTCACTTCAGTTGGTAGCTCGTGGAGCAAGAATACACAACTGACACCTTCTATACTGTTGTTGGCGAAAGGTATTCTCTCGGCGTTAGCTTGAACTAACCGAGGTATAGTTTTTCGATCTTGTTCAAAGGAGTGCTTCACCTGTTGAAGATATGCTGCAGATAAATCGAGACCTATTAATTGAGCATGAGGAAGAGCAGCGTTAATTTGTTGTAAGGCCTTACCCGTACCAGTACCAACATCTAAGATCTTCATCTGCCATGGTGATTGCAATTTAAAATGTTTCAGCCCAAATAATAAGGGTGGCAAAATACGTCGACGCATGGCATCAGCCATGCCATTGAACAAGATTTCAACCTGTAAGTCATACAAATTTGCAGAGTGGTCACTTAAATAGCCATCAGTCTGGTTGTGGAAGTTCTGCAAATAATAATTAGGATAATTAGATTTGTTTATATAGTTAGGTAAATCTGTAACGTTGCGACGAATGCGACGATTCCACGTCGTAGGCATATCTAAGCATAACAAGGGATAACATTGTATCCATTTGCGCCAAGAAGTAGTAAACAATAAAGAACTGGGGTAAAGCCCCATTTCCATATCAGCCCAATCTGCCTCCATCAAATTTTCCATTGACTCTTGTAAATCTTTTAGTATTGTGAGTGGTACGATTTCAGTAGCAGGTCTTCCTTGAGGAGCAAGTAAAGTCATTAAACGAGTGCTCATTTCCTTATGGGCCAGACTTGCCATGCTTTTACTGCCTTGAACAGTTTGGTATATCGTCTTTATAATTTTCATAATTAAAGTTGTGCTAACTAGGGTTTAGTCTCATTATATCTTACTTCAAATCCTTGTAAGAAATTTACTTATTAGTTATTCTCATTAATTACCGAAATGAGATTATCAGAATGATATGAATATGCAAAGAAACCCAAATCAATAGCGATAATATTTTGGCTGTGCGCAAGAATTATGCATCATAATACAGAGTGAATTCATAGGGATGAGTTCGTTGTCTTAATTCTTGAACTTCATTATATTTAAGGCTAATCCAATTTTCAATGAAATCTTTAGAGAAGACACCATTTTCTAAAAGATAATCGTTATCCTTACTTAAGGCTTCTAGACTAGCATCTAAAGATGCAGGCAGTGTAGGAATATTGTCAGTGCATTTGCTATCGAATAAGTCACTATCAAAACTACTGCCAGGGTCGATTTGTTTCTTAATACCGTCCAGGCCAGCCATCATCATCGCACTAAAGCCTATGTAAGGATTAGCCAGAGCATCACCAGAACGAAATTCCAAGCGTTTAGCTTTTGGATTGGGTCCTGTTAATGGAATACGTACTGCAGCAGATCGGTTTCCTTGAGAGTATACCAAGTTTATGGGAGCTTCGAACCCTGGTACTAAACGTTTGTAACTATTGGTAGTGCAGTTCGTAAACGCTGCAAAAGAAGGAGCATGCTTGAGTAAACCTCCGATGTACCATAATGCCGTCTTCGAAAGATTGGCATAAGTGCCTTCCCCAAAAAATAGTGGCTGTCCTAATTTCCAAAGACTTTGATGTACATGCATCCCGCTACCATTATCACTAACAATAGGCTTCGGCATAAAGGTGGCAGTCTTTTTATATTTCTTCGCAATGTTGCGAACGACGTATTTATATATCATCACATTATCAGCCGCTGCAATTAATTCAGCAAATTTGATACCTAACTCATGCTGCGCTGTGGCTACCTCATGATGCTGTTTTTCTATGGGAACTCCTAATGAGCCCATTGTAAGTAGCATTTCGCTTCGAATATCCTGAAGAATATCGTTGGGGGCAACAGGAAAGTAACCCTGCTTTAGTAGAACTTTATTTGCCAAATTGCCTCCTTCCTCTATACGACCAGTATTCCATCCACCTTCTACTGCATCAACAGAGTAAAAAGTTGTAGAGTTGGTAGAAGAATACCTGACGTCATCAAACAAGAAAAATTCAGGTTCAGGACCAAAATATGCGGTGTCAGCCAAACCTGTAAAATTCAAATATTCAAGAGCTCTCTTAGCAAGAGATCGCGGGCAACGATCATAAGGTTTATTACTCCGGGGATCGTTAATGGAGCAAATTAAGCTAAGTGTTTTATGTCGATAGAAAGGATCGATCCAACTTGTACCTGGATCGGGTATCATTACCATGTCTGACTCATTTATAGCTTTCCAACCGCGAATTGAAGAACCATCAAAAGCAATTCCGCTAGTAAAGGAATCTTCTTCAATTAATTCCGAACATATTGTGAGGTGTTGCCAGGTTCCATACAAGTCGCAAAACTTTAGATCCACTAATTCTATATTTTCGTCTTTGATAAAGCAGAGTACATCATGAGAAGTCTTTACCATGATGGTTTTGTGGCTATGCCCTAGGGGAACGCTGTCAAAACTATAGGAAGAGTCCATTTTTGTTGCAATTACCACACAACTCACCCATGGTATAATTTTTAAGAAAGAGTTGGAGTAGAATAGTGGGAATTACTCTCTAAAAAACCGTTTATTTAGCTCATGAACTGTGATGGAAAAACATATGTTTTCTAAAAATGACTCTACTATGTCTTAATAAATCTTTACAGGATGCCTGTAAAGTACTATAGAAATGCCTTGCGTAACTGTTTTTATCAAACTGCCAAAATTATACCCCACTCAAAGTGTCTTACCGAGCTTTAGTGCTAGCGTTCAAAGAGGTGCGTCGATCTCTTTACTCATGCGCGATGCGATCTCTGGCCTAATCGGGCGTTACGACCAGCTCGGTCGCTACTTCGATCGCGATGCCATCGACCGTTTAGGGAAGTATTACTCTGGTGCTACTGTTCGTTTGAGTGCGGTTGAATTAATCAATCGTGAAGCTGCCGAGATCGTTCGTGAAGCAAGTCAACGTTTATTTAAAGGAGATCCTGAGCTCTTACTACCTGGAGGAAATTCGTATACCACTCGACGTATGGCTGCTTGTTTAAGAGATATGGATTACTTTTTGAGATATGCTAGCTACTCCTTAGTTGCAGATGATACAACCATCCTGAACGAACGAGTGTTGAATGGTCTGGAAGATACTTATAATAGCCTTGGGGTGCCAACAGGACCTACAGTTCGCAGTATAATTTTATTAGCTGATGTGGTCTGCGAAATGCTATCTCAGTCAGGTTTAATTCAAGATAAAAATATGTTTGCTGTAATTCGTGCACCTTTTGAGTATATGGCTCAGGAGTTAGGATTTACAGATATTCGTTGCCGGTGATTCAATCCGGGTACTTGACGAATAGTATATTCCTTCTAAATAAATTGAAAAACATGTGCGCTGCTTAGCGATATAAAGAACTGGAGCTAACATAAGCTTACAATGAGCGCCGTTTTCTAAACCAAGTCTCTAATAATTCACAAGATTGTTTGGATTTTATACCTCTGATTATACTCATTTTATGATGTGCGTTATCTTGCTTGCTAAGGTCTAATGTACCTCCAAGACCTCCACGTTTATAATCAGAAGTTCCGTAAATCACGGTACTCATTCTTGCTTGCAACAAAGCCCCGCTACACATAGTACAAGGTTCTAATGTAACTATCATTGTACATTGATTGAATCGCCAACTACTTTGAAGATGTGAGGCTTGTCGAAGAGCTACTAACTCTGCATGACCCATCGGATCTTTTGTTCTCTCTCGACAATTACGACCCCAACCAATACAGTGCCCCAGTTGATTAAGTATTACAGCTGTAACAGGTACATCACCATCATTACCTGTGCGATGAGCTTGCCTCAAGAGCCTCGCCATCCACCATTCTACACTGTCAGCTGATAGTTGATTATTCATGAAATAATAGCAAATGTAATGCCACTGCATATTCGCAGAACTAGTCTAGATTCTTTTAATAAAAAACTTTAATTGTTCTTCACTATAGTTAACAAAAATAATACTTACTTTCTTTGGGCCATTCTCAGTGGCTCAACCACTCGATTGTAAGATACTTCTAGAAAGTGTTTTAATAATCGATCCCTTTTATTAAGGTCAAAGTAATATTGGATGACACCATCAATACCTTCCTCACCCCATTCTTGCTTCTGCTCAAAATAAGTAATGAAACTTAGTCCAATTAATCGAGTTAGCCAAGCAAGAGTAACGACTTGAACAGCTTTACTAATGATTAGAATAGGTGTATTTAGGCTTAGAGCTGAACGGATCAAGCTCATCCCGCTTTTGAGAATACCTAGACTTACTAAAGCATGGCCCATAGAACTAACCAGTGCCTTAGCTATGGCAAAATCCAAAGTTACTCCATATAGACGGGCTATTTCTACCACCATACGAGTATTGACTGCAGCCATACTAATCAATTCTAGACTAGGTATCTCGCTAACAACGATTACACCTACGCTAATCCACATGTAGTGCTCTATCACTTTTTGGGCATCAATCTGTCGTTGTTGATTGAGTAACCATCGACTAGCCTCGTATAGATATTCACATTGCATCGATATATTGCTTATTATTAATTCTTCCCCATCCTTAAGGAGAATATCAGTCATTCGATTAGTTAGTCTTTCTATTTCTGGTTGTAGGTATGAGACACCACTCGCACTTATTGATGGGACTTCTGAAACTGAACTAGCAGAAACTATATCTAGTGGAGATATCAATTTCCTACACTTCGAACGAAGTTCCCTTACCAAATATTCTTCCTCGTGTTCTCCCAATAAATCACATTTATTAAGGACAAGAATTAAACGTTTTCCAAGAGCTATTAGAGATTGAAGAATATCCTCCTCTTGTGATCGCAAATCACCGTCTACCACTATTAAGATTAGGTCGGCTCTACTTGCTTCCCAACGAGCTTTTATTTCCCTTATATGACCTTGATAACCAGATTCCAGTATGCCGGGTGTGTCAATAAGAATTAATCCTCTTTCGGATTTGGTAAGATGTATTCGATATTGTGAACAATTATCAGTGGAGCCCATTGATGCATTTACTATTCCTATTGTTTTTCCTATTAAGGCTCGAATTAAGGAAGTCTTACCACTAGATCCCGTACCAAATACTACAGTTACTAAGTCTCTTCTTTTTAGTTCTCCTTCTAATCTTATTTTCTCTTGGAGTAAGCTCTCCGCCTGTTTTTTATCTTGCAGTTGGTGTAAGTTGTTATCAATAATTTTTAATTTATGAATTGCTGTGGCCTTAGCAGTGTAAGATGCTATAATAGATTTCCTGTGTAGATAATTCATACCTCTAACAACTCTAGTTTGAATATCTCTGCATCCGATACCAAATATTCCATTGACTACCACATATAAAATGAGGAGCAACAATGCAATTAATACCCAACCTGGTAAAAACTCTTGAAGATACCAGGTAATACGATTAATGCTTTGGACACAGCTGGTAAAAAAAAGTAAGCAAAAGCTAAACAAGACCCAAACCTGCTTATTGTTCATTGATACGTCAAATCTGTTTACCTCTAGGCTTGTACAGATTATCGGTTAATAGATACTCTACATCTAATAAATTTGGCCAAATAATAGACTCTTCCAGACTTATAATAATTGAAATTAATTTGATTGAGGTATCTTATTCAGATTCTCGCGTCTTTGAATACTTATGAGGGGTAGTAGTGCCTATATTTCTCTACTTGAATTGGACAAGTCGTGTAAATTTCGCACTATTGTGTTTCTGTTTAATTCTAAACCAATTTGTATTTGAGGTATAAACTTGCGTTAAAAACCAGTATAACAATCATAACTCATGAACATGAAAATTTCAATTTTTTCTGTACTGATAATGACTAAAACGGTCCAAGATAAAACAAACAACAGCAAGATTTATTGCTAAGTCAGCTTCATTAAAAACAGGAAAATCAAATCTAATTAATGCAATAAAATCAACAACAAATCCTAGCTGCCAACGATCTAAACCATTCCCAATAGTTCCACCTAAGAGAAATGCGATCGTTAAAGTTTGCCACACTCGACTGATATGCTTAAACAAAATCCAGTAGATTAAGACCAACATAGTAATAGCACTAATAACACTTAACAAAGTTACTGAACCTTGTAAGATGTTGAAGGCAGCACCCTGGTTAAAGATCAATTTAAATCCCACAAGATTTGGGATCCAATCTTGTAGTATTCCTTTGGGAAGATACAAGGTGGACCAGTACTTACTAGTTTGGTCTAGAATTATAAACAATATTGAGAATAGGAATGTTTGGTAACGCCTGATCCTGAGTGTCACGACCTAATTAGTAGTAGTTTTCGTAGTGGAATAGAAACTATTCCAATCGCACAACATAGAATCAGTTGGGCCCCAAAAGGTCCTAAAGAATACTCAACAATAAGCTGCACTAGATCCTCCGACCATCGAAAAGACAAGCAACCCAAAATAATATTAATAATACCACATGCGTGCACTATTATTAGACCAAATATTGAGATTAGGGAAAAAAGTAGAGGGTCATTCATTCTATTTTGACGTGAACATTGACCAACAAACCAACCTGCAGGTATGAATCCAGCTAAATACCCAAAACTTGGATTAAATAAATAACTACAATTACCACCCATCGTAAAGATTGGAACTTGAAACAAACCAAGGCTAATATAGATAATGGCAGCTAATGATGCACTTCGAGGCCCAGAAACCAGAGCTGTCAATAAAAGTGCAAAAACTTGAAGTGTGCTTGATAATTGAAAAATATCAGCTCCCCCATATGGTGAAGGGAAAATAAATCCAGATTGAATTAGATTCCCAATCACCATTAAAAGAGCTCCTACAATTGCACTACTTAATGTAGTTAGAGTCTGTAGTCTCACGTTTTGATTAAGGTCTTTTTATAGTGAAATTGAGACAGGAGAGGATTCTAATGCACTTTACCCTTGGTGATAAAGTTTTTCTAGTAAATCAAGTAACTTATTTGAAAACGGCTGAACCTATGCCGACGTTACGCCCTACAGACCTGGTAATTGCTGGAGAGATAGGTGAGATCTTGGCCATGCAAGCATGCGGTACATTAGCCGTAGAATTTAATTGTGGTATTGTTTTAGTTGAAGCAACAATGCTACAATCAGTATATTAGTAAAATAAGTTCCAGCTGATTCATAATAAATGATTGCAGAAATTACAAAATGATGTCAATCGTAGCAATATCAGTAAAGGGGATTAATTCATTGCGAAGGCAAAGCTTTTGTAGAGTCAGATCCAGATAAGAATCAACAAGACTTATTGAATTAAGTAGCTTACATTAGAAAGACTCGTGTCAGAACTTTGCATCCTTTATTAGCTTCTTCTGAGATAAAAGACCTTCATCCATTAATTAATGATCTTGCCACATGTATAAGGTATCATTGGGGTTTTCTCCCCAAATTAGAACCTTTTCCCATTGCTCCTCAACTAGAATCAATTAGCGGACAGCTTGATGGAGAAGCATTATTTATTCGTAATGAACTGTATTCATGTCAAGGATTTCGTAAACTTCATTTAGAAACAGCTAGGCTTGGAAGAGGATTGGATATACTACATTGTGTTTTTTTTCCAGATCCTTGTTTTAACTTACCTATTTTTGGTACTGATATTGTAGCTAGTCCTGCTGGGGTATCGGCTGCCATTTTCGACTTATCTCCGACTGATATCCAACTACCTGATTTGATTACCCAATATGTTGACGCGTTTCCAACCTTTGAGTATGAGTATCCTCGAGTATTGCCACCTTGGGGAACAATCTTTTCACCTTTAGCCAGATTTATTCGTCCTTCAAATACCATAGAAGAGTCTCAATTCCTGGATGAAATTAATCAATTACTGATAACTATCAATAAAAATGTAAGAGGTATTACTAAAGACTCTATTAATGCGACTGCCACCATAAATCGCCATCAACTTCAACTCTTTTATTGTATGCAACAGAAACGTAATGACAAAACAAGACGTGTCTTGGAGAAAGCTTTTACTCCGGCTTGGGCAGACCTATATATCGAAGAGTTATTGTTTGACAACCCTCTACCACTAGCTTAACAACATTGACTTTTCTGTGAATGTAAAGACATGCTGAAATAAATCTCAATTACTATTGACATACATAGATTTTGAAAACAGTTATGAAAAATACGTAGTTTAAACAGTCAGCGATTGAGTAAGGTTAACAAGTGAAATCTCTCAACCTCAGCAGTACATATGGCTAAACGTAGAAACTTAAAAAAAGAGAAGCAAGAACGTAACAGAGCTTATGCTCGTAAGTTCAAGAAGCGTAAGCTGCGTAATGATGGCAGAGGTGAGGGAGCTGGTAATGGAGTAACTGGCACCGCCAATAATGGCGGTGCTGCAGATTAATTTCGATATCAATCTTGTAGTGTTAAGGTAACATTAATTCTTCATTATTGTTGTTGCCATTAGGTTGCCGAGGAAATTCTAACAAAGATTTAGTGTTTAAATTCCCAAGATTAATCAATACTTATCATACCGGATGAAATACTTATATACAGATTGATTGTTGATTGCGAAATTCGGAGATATAATGACAGGTATTTGATACTAGATGAATCTTGCCAAGTAGATCTATTCTCTATTACACGAAATATGTTGTTCGATTATACGACCTTGAACAAATGAGCTGCGATCAGTTATACGGAGTTTACACAAGAAGTCTTGTAGTTAATAACACTAAACTCGGTCAATTAATTATTGAGTTTTTTCATCAAACGTCAATTTGATAGATTGTCTTTGTTCTTGAAATTCCGCACACTTGCCCGTTTCGGGTGATGACACCAATCTTGGTGCTTTATCCCTGGCAGGTGGAGGTCAACCCGAAACTACTTACTTATGGCTGTCGTCACTCTGGCTGAGATGATGGAAGCTGGCGCTCATTTTGGGCACCAGACTCGACGTTGGAATCCGAAAATGTCGCGCTACATTTACTGTGCGCGGAATGGTGTTCATATTATCGATCTCGTGCAGACTGCTATCTGCATGAATAACGCATACAAATGGGCTCGTAGTGCTGCTCGTAGTGGTAAGCGATTCCTTTTTGTAGGGACTAAAAAACAAGCCTCAGAGGTTATTGCGCAGGAAGCTGCCCGGTGTGGTGCTGCGTATGTTAATCAACGTTGGTTAGGCGGTATGCTAACTAACTGGACTACAATGAGGGCTCGTATTGATCGATTAAAAGATCTAGAACGTATGGAAAGTTCCGGCTCTATGGCGATGCGGCCTAAAAAGGAAGCTGCTGTGTTACGTCGTGAACTAGACAGGTTACGTAAATATTTGGGGGGCTTGAAAAATATGCGCCGTTTACCTGATGTTGTAATACTGGTAGATCAGCGACGTGAAACGAATGCTGTACTTGAATGCCGGAAACTAGATATACCTTTGGTGTCGATGCTTGATACCAATTGCGATCCTGATTTGTGTGATGTTCCTATTCCATGTAACGATGATGCCGTTAGATCAGTCCAACTAGTGTTAAGTAGACTCGCAGATGCTATTAATGAAGGTCGTCATGGTGTACAAAACTCACAAGGAACTGATGAGAGCGATGCCTAGGTGACGAAGGCTTTTATAACAACGATAAAATACTTGCTATCTCTGCTTCTTAACACTCTGATTTTCTTATCATGAACAAAATTTCCGCACAACTAGTTAAAGAATTGCGCGATAAAACGGGCGCAGGAATGATGGATTGTAAGAAAGCTTTAGCAGAAACGGATGGTGATGCAGTTAAAGCTACTGAATGGTTGAGACAAAAAGGTATAGCTACAGCAGAAAAAAAAGCAGGTAGGACTGCCGCCGAAGGAGCTATAGGAAGCTATATTCATACAGGGGCGAGAGTAGGTGTTTTAATAGAAGTTAATTGTGAAACAGATTTTGTTGCACGAGGTGAAGTATTCCAAGAACTATTGAGAAACGTAGCTATGCAAGTGGCAGCCTGTCCCAGCGTGGACTATGTTTCTACTGAAGAAATTCCAGAAGAAGTCATTAATCATGAAAAAGCGATTGAAATGGGACGTGATGATTTAGAGGGTAAACCTAGCCAGATGAAAGAGAAGATTGTTGAAGGCAGGATCGGTAAACGTTTAAAGGAACTAGCTCTGTTAGATCAACCATTTATTAAGGATAGCTCTATAACCGTAGCTGAGATGGTTAAACAAATAGCAGGGAAGATAGGTGAGAATATTCAAGTTCGTCGTTTTACTCGCTATACGCTTGGTGAGGGCATTGAAGTAAAGAAAACGGATTTTGCGAGTGAAGTAGCTGTAATGAAGGTAACCTAATCACAAGGTATGTGAATATTTTGCTGAACTTCTCAGATATAGTAGGTATATTTCTCACTCGTAGCAATCTTAGTAGAAAGCAATATCAAATAATAAATTGAACAAAGGTTCTATCTCTATTTCTTAAAAGTAAAGAACACAATCTATATGCTAAAAAGTAAATTTATAGTACAGTCTTACAGTATCATTCATTGCAATGAAGATTAGGGAATCGAAATCTAAGTGTTTTTTCACAGGAAGCCATGGGAGAGACCTTTGATTTTCAGGACTACGTTCTTAAAAGTTATATAAAAACATCATTTAATATCAAAAGCTACATGTTTGTTAGTGAAAGTAACTTTAAAATAAAGAGGATTTCTATGCGATAGTAGGAAGCTATCTCTTGATATTGGATCATCAGGATAAAATAAGAGATAAAAACTCTAGTCCTTATAATTGTATTTAATCAGTTGTTATTATGAGTAAATAATACTAGCCAGTCCGATAAAATCATGTTAAGTAACTATAATTCCTGCACCAACTTATAAAATTTTCTAGCCTCATCAGGATGGGATCAGTAACTATAGTTATTTAACATAGGTTAACATTTTATAAACGAAATAATCAAGGAATCCTAACCTGAAGAACTACACCCAACACTATATCATATAGAGATTCCGTAACTTAGGTTATTGCTTTAATAAACTAACGACTAAAACATCAAACAGCATTAGACAATATTGTAATTATAATGAAATTCCTTTTGGGTATCATTCATCATATATCAAATTACATCCCTAGCAATTGGAGAACATTTGCTTCACCAATATCTTCAATGTAGTCACCGAAACTACGATCGTTACTACTTTCTCTCCATCCAGAGAAAAGAGGACGAAGTACTATTTCCAATTCATCTAGAGGCATACGTTGAAGATATGGTTTAGCTAATCGCATCAAATTGGGTGTTCCACCTAACCAAAGTTGATATTGATCAACACCACTCCCAACTAACCCTAATTCGGCCATATATGGCCTTGCACAACCATTTGGGCAACCAGTCATACGCACAAGAATATTTGTTTCGATATCCAAATCACTAAGCAAAGCATCTAACCGATCTAGAACCTTGGGGAAAATACGTTCTGACTCAGTAATTGCTAAGCCACAGGTGGGTAGTGCAGGACATGCTATTGCATGACGTGCCAAGGGTGTGAAAGATTGAGCTGATTCATAAACATTGGCTAGATCAACTTTGAATTGGTCAAGATCATTATCTTCAATATTACACAATAATAAATCTTGATTAGCAGTTAGTCGAATTTCCACTTGATACTTTTCCACTAAACCTCTGAGCTCCTTCTTTAGTTCGCCCCCTAAACGTCCACACAATAATGGTAAACCAACGAACCAAAGACTACTGCTTTGTTTATGCCATCCTAGATAGTCACTCAGTTTCGTGTTCCCCTCTAACCTCATCCTCTTAAGTGGACCTTTAAAGTATTCTGCTATTTTCTGCTTAAACCATACTATTCCACGTTCATTAATTAAGTATTTCATTCTTGCATGACGACGTACTTGACGATTTCCATAATCTCGCTGTAGTGCTAGTATTGATTGCACCAAATCAAGAACATTTTCCCCTTCTACATATCCCAAAGGGTCAGCAGTACGAGCAAAAGTTTCTTCTTTATTATGAGTCCGTCCCATACCTCCACCCACGTAAACATTACACCCTTCTAGTTTTCCGCTCGAATCAGCAAATGCAACTAATCCAATATCTTGCGTTAATAAATCTATGGAATTATCGCCTGGAACTGTAACACCTACTTTAAACTTCCTGGGTAGGAATGTAATTCCGTATAAAGGTTCATCTTCTTCTCCGCTAAAAATAGGAACATTTTTCTGACGAGAACGAACTTTTTCTACAAGGACAGATGGTTTAATCCTATAGCTTAGATCACCATCGACCCATAAATCTAAATAAGAGCCTTCAGCAGCCTGAGGCGCTAGTAAATCGGCGATTTCATCAGCTAACTTTCGAGCCGCTGGATATCCTCCCCATTCAAAAGGGGCAGCCGGAGCCATAACATTTCTATTGATGTCACCACAGGCCGATAATGTAGACCCAAGGTTACGAATAATAGTGCCAATCACTTCATGTAAATGAATTTTTGGTATTCCATGCATCTGAAAAGCCTGGCGAGTGCTAATCCGTAAAGTACCATTGCCAAGTTGTTCTGAAAGTTTATCAATTGCTAAGTATAATTGAGCTGGTACTCGACCACCCGGATTTCTTAATCTTAGCATCATTTGCCAGTCTTTTTCTTGGCCTTTTCTACGATTATCACGATTGTCCTGTTGATAACTTCCATGAAATTTGAGAATCTGTACAGCTCCATCAGTAAAGAAAGGAGTATCGTTCTTTAACTCACTAAATAAAGGTTCGCGCAAGTAATTACTATTAGCTTTTAACTGTTCAAACTTGGATGGGTCTCCCTGATCAACACCCATTCCACTACCGGCGGATATGGTCGTATCAGAAGACAGGGTCACAGTAAACGGAATCAACCAAACTCACCGTAGCGAACGGGGGGTTCAATAAAGTTGGATCTTGTTCACAGACTATGTATGTCGAATTTTTTCCTTGAAATTGGTACAGAGGAATTACCTGCGGAGTTCGCTCGTCTGGCTCTACCCCAGTTAGAAAGATTAATATGTAACGACTTGGCATTAGAAAGAATAACTTATAGTGACCTTTGGATTAATTCTACTCCTCGTCGTTTAGTTATCCAAATCGATAACCTGCCAAAAGTGCAACCTGACTTACAGGAAGAACGAAAAGGGCCCCCAATCGCCCACGAAACAATAGGCGATGAACCGGGATCAGCAGTGCTTGGCTTTGCCAAACGATGTGGGGTAACTCTAAGTAACCTTGAAATTCGAGAAACTCCAAAAGGAAGATTTGTCTTTGCTCATATACACCGAGCTGGAAGACAGACAGTCACTATCTTGTCTGAGCGTATACCTGCATGGATAGGCGGAATTCAAGGGAAACGTTTTATGCGATGGGGATTACAAGAGCAACGATTTAGTCGACCTATCAGATGGATAGTAGCCTTGTTTGATAACCAAGTTATCCCCTTAACCTTAGCTAACTCAATACCGAAAATTGAAAGTGGTCGAATTACTTATGGTCATCGTCTTTTAGCTAAACCAATTCAAGTAGTTAATTGCTCTGAATACAATCAGACTGTTGCTCGTGGACAAATTATAGTAGACCGCGTTAGGCGGGCTACTATAATTGCTGAGTCGATTCAATTAGCTACAAAAAAAATAAATGCTCGAGTAGACATCTCAGAAAGATTATTCACCGAGTTAGTAGATCTTGTAGAAAATCCCAATTTACTTAAGGGGACAATACCTGACAAGTACCTAAAGCTACCTCCAGAGATATTAAGTACAGTAATGCATATTCATCAACGTTATATACCTCTCTACTGTCTACATGCAGAAAAGGATCCGCTAGTTCTTACTGCTGAGAATATACTGATGCCGGAGTTTCTTTTTGTTAGCAATGGACGACCAGAGGCAACTGATACTATTAGCCATGGTAATGAGCGTGTTCTCAAAGCACGTCTAGCTGATGCTGAATTCTTTTTGGAAGTAGATAGGCAGATCACATGTAGTCAACGTCACGAACAACTCAGTAAAGTTGTGTTTGCAGAAGGGTTAGGGAGTTTGAAGGATCGGAACGATCGTATATTATGGCTAACAAAACTAATGCTACTTTCTATCCCTATAGAAGTAGAAGTTAAAGAGGATGCCATCCGAGCGGCTGCTCTTTGCAAGCATGATTTGGTTAGCCAAGTTGTTGGAGAATTCCCTGAGTTACAAGGCATAATAGGAGGCAAATATTTATTGGCAGAAGGCGAAAGTCGGGGAACAGCATTGGCAGTTCTCGAACATTACATGCCTCGTGGAGCTGGAGATTCCTTACCAACGTCTGCTGCTGGTTCTATAGTAGCACTTGCGGAACGGTTAGAGTTGCTAATAAGCATTTTTGCTAAAAGTGAACGACCTTCGGGTTCTTCGGATCCTTATGCTCTACGCAGAGCAGGAAATGGGATTTTTCAAATCTTGTGGAATCAAGAGACCAATCTTGATTTATTAGCACTCCTTAGTGAAGCCGTTGATTATTGGTCCGAACTATTCCCAGACTTCAAGATAAATTCAACTCAACTGATTAGCGAACTATGTCAATTTCTACATCAACGGATTATTTTCCTACTTGGTGAACAAAATATTGATTCGGATTTGGTACAAGCCGTTGCTGGAGAGAGTATTAGTGCAACTAGATTATTAACCGATCCTAAAGATGTTAAGTGTCGTTTAGGACATTTAAGAAATTTACGTAGTCAGAAACAACTCCTATCAGTACAACTAGTGGTACAAAGGGCTGCACGCCTTGCGGAAAAAGCAGATTTGAATATTGACATAATAAATCCCATAGGCTGTGTTGACGAATCTTTATTCATCTCTCAAAGTGAAGTCGCCGTAGGAGCGTTATTGAAAAAACTTTATCCTTTAGTAGAAAACCGTGAATATTTACAACTTTCAGAAATGTTATTGAATAGCACTAGTATGTTAGCAGATTTCTTTGACGGTGAGAATAGTGTAATGGTTATGACCGATGACTTGGAAGTACGACAGAATCGGCTGAATTTACTTGCAATATTAAGAAATCAGGCTAATATTCTAGCTGACTTTTCGAAATTAACTAACTAAGGATGACTGCTAATGCTATTTAGAGGTTAAAGTAGCCTTGCGTGATACTTTTGCGCTATCAGCGGCTTGTAATTCTGCATTCACCTCTGATAAGGCAGCCTCAATTTGGCGCATACGAGTTTCCATTTCTTCCGGAGCGCGAACGACACTAGGAACAGGTTTGTAACTAGATGGTGCCAAAGCACTACCTCGTAATACTGATCCTAGTGTCAGTAGAGTTAACTTAATCTGTTGCCAAGGGTTCATCCCAACGACACGTTTATATAAATAACTGTCAAAAGTTAGTCTTTGAACATCTTTATCATTGCACATCTCCACAAAAGCTTCACGAGCTGCATCATTCCGATAGAAAATGGCCTGTAATATTTCAAGAACTTTATAGGTTGCACCATATTTACGATCCCATTTTTTCAGATACATTTTTAACTGTCTCTCTGTAGGAATTTTCGTTCCATTTGCACTACAGGCAACAATCTCTTCTGCACACATGCGTCCACTTTTAGCTGCAAAATAAATTCCTTCACCAGAGCTTTTGGTTACATAGCCAGCCGCGTCACCGACAAGGGCCATGCGACCGACTACTCGACGAGGCCTTGGGTGTTCTGGTATGGGATGAGCCTCAACTTTAATTACTTCGCCATCCAATAAACGAGCACTCGCTCTCTTTCTTATTCCTTTTTGCAAGCTCTTAATCAGAGCTTGATTTTCCTGCATGGTCCCTGTGCCTACAGCAACATGATCGTACTTAGGGAAAACCCAAGCATAAAAATCTGGAGATACGTCATCTCCCACATACATTTCGGCTAAGTTTTCATAATATCCCATTTCCTTATTAGGTAAACGGATCCTTTCTTGGAAAGCTATTGCAACATTATAATCGCCAGCATCCATCGCTTTAGCCACACGACTATTAGCTCCATCTGCTCCAATTATGAGATCTACTTCTAGTGTCTTTAGTTCGCCGGTTGCACCTCCTGCTGAGTAATCAGCATACTTAACAGTATAAGGACCTTGGTATTTCTCACCCGTATCGATACTCTGTACTAATCCATTAATGAGGATTGCTCCTAATTTTTTAGCTCGTTCACGTAAAAAACCGTCCAGCACTTCACGACGACACATACCAATATACTCGTCACTTTTCTCCAGTCTAATATCGACTTCGCGATTCGAAGGAGATATCATCTTCATATTACGTACCTTGCGGTCAACTATTGATTCAGGTAAATCAAACTCTTCAACCATACATAATGGTATGGCACCACCACAAGGTTTAGCGTTGTCCAGTTTGCGCTCAAATAACCAGGTTTTGATTCCTGCTTTGACTAGGACTTCAGCAGCGCAGGAACCGCTAGGACCGCCGCCCACTACTGCGACTCGCAACATCTTTAACCGGCTCCTCAGGAAAGGCTTTTGCAGAAACTAACACCGCTGATGAACTTTTTGAGGTTGCTCTTAATTAACTTCTGTACTCTATTCTCTTTTTTCTCAGTTGTTTTACGGAACGACATTTGGCATGACATACCCGTAGCACATCGTAGTTACAACCCTCATCGTAGAAGTTTTACAAGTAGTAGATTTATACCTGTTACATTAATTGGGATTTGTAGTCTATGTATTACTTTAGTGTTTGGATCGGGTGTATTGGTGAGCGATCCAAACATTGTTAACTCGAAACGACTACCACCTCCTTCTTCAGAAGGGCGGTTATTTGGACATTTCCGATACGAGGAAGCTCGTCAAGATCAACTTACAACTATTGCTCCTGGAATTGAACTTCGTTCTGCTGCGGCAACAATGTTTGAGGTAATGAAACGTGATGCGGAAAGGGAAGGTGTTAATCTTCAAATCTTAAGTGGATTTAGATCTACAAATTTACAGCATTCCATTTTCTTTGATATTAAAGCTAATCGAAATCAAACTGCATATGAGCGGGCCAAAGTGAGCGCCCCCCCAGGATATTCTGAACACGCGACTGGCTTTGCTATTGATATAGGAGATGGTAATGATCCTAATTCAAACTTCTCCAAATCTTTCGAAAATACACTAGCTTTTGAATGGTTACAAATAAATGCAAATCGTTATTCCTTTACTCTTTCATTTCCTCCGAATAATTCACAAAGAATCGCATACGAACCATGGCACTGGCGTTTTGAGGGGTCTGTTGAGGCCCTCGAAATATTTGCTCCGACTCGATCGTAGTCTGGCTATATCAATGCATTTCAGTTTTGTTACCGGTTCAAATAAGCTGTCCTCCGGCTATTGTGTTAATATTAACGATTATTAAGGATTAGGGCTCGTCTGAAATCGTCGAGCTGAGCTTGGGTGGTATAGTTGCGCAAGCTAATTATAAATACGTATTGATTTAATAGTAAAATAAAGTTACGGGTAAGATCGTTAGAATAGTAGCAATAGGTATGTTAATATTGTCGTACTATGTACGATCTATCAAGATTACAAGCACTCTGAGATAACGTGACAACCTCCATGTCATCACTGGTGCTGATCTTGGTTGATGCCTTTGGGTGTTCAACTTCAGACTTTAAGAAAGTACCAAAAGACTTCCTATGAGTACTCAGGTCTCCAGCATTGCTATTCGCAACATTGCAATTATAGCCCATGTTGATCATGGCAAGACTACTCTTGTAGATGCTTTACTTACACAATCAGGCATATTTCGCCAAGGCGAAGTCATACCAACCTGCATTTTAGACTCCAATGATTTGGAGCGAGAAAGAGGTATTACGATACTATCTAAGAATACCGCAGTAACTTATCAGGACATCCGAATTAACATTGTAGATACTCCGGGTCACGCTGATTTCGGAGGTGAGGTCGAGCGGGTTCTGGGTATGGTTGACGGATGTTTATTAATTGTTGACGCGAATGAAGGTCCAATGCCTCAAACACGGTTTGTTCTAAAGAAAGCTTTAGAGCAAGGTTTAAGACCAATAGTTTTCGTCAATAAAATTGACCGTGCCCGGGTTGACCCCGAACAAACTATAGATAAAGTACTTGATTTGTTTATTGACTTGGGTGCTGATGATGACCAATGTGATTTCCCATATTTATTCGGTAGTGGTATGGGCGGATATGCCAAAGTTGATATGGAAACCGAGAGTCACGATATGAAACCATTATTTGATGCAATTGTACGTCATGTACCACCACCAATAGGTGATCCAAAGAAACCTCTACAGTTCCAAATTACAACCCTTGACTATTCAGATTTTCTGGGGCGCATCGTAATTGGTCGGATACATAATGGAACAATTAAAAATGGTCAAAGTGCTTCGTTAATAAAAGATGATGGCAGCATCAAAAGAGGTCGAATCAGTAAGTTATTAGGGTTTCAAGGATTACAGCGGATTGAAACTGAAGAGGCAAGCGCTGGTGACCTAGTTGCTATCGCTGGCTTTGATAATGTCAACATAGGAGAAACCATAGCTTGTCCAAACGAACCGAAAGCTCTCCCGTTAATTAAGGTAGACGAACCTACATTGCAAATGAATTTCTGTGTAAATGATTCGCCATTCGCAGGTAAAGAAGGCAAATTCGTCACCAGTAGACAACTAAGAGAGCGACTACAAAAAGAATTACTGACAAATGTTGCCTTAAGGGTTGAAGATACAGACTCGCCCGATAAATTTGCAGTAAGTGGAAGAGGGGAACTCCATCTTGGAATCCTAATAGAGACTATGAGACGTGAAGGATATGAGTTCCAGGTGTCTCAACCCCAAGTGATTTTCCGTTCAATAGACGGAATTAAATGTGAGCCTTTTGAAATACTGGTAATGGATATACCTGAAGAGTCTGTAGGTATTTGTATTGAGAAACTTGGTACAAGAAAAGGTGAAATGCAGAATATGGAAACAGGAAGTGACGGACGTACACAGCTAGAATTCATAGTCCCATCACGAGGATTAATAGGTTTTCGTGGGGATTTCGTTAGAGCTACTCGTGGAGAAGGAATTATGAGTCACTCATTTTTTGAATATCGGCCAATGCTTGGTACATTTGAAATGAGGCGTAATGGCGTTTTAATATCTTTCGAAGAGGGTACTTCAACATTTTATGCTCTAAAAGGGGCTGAGGATAGAGGTCAGTTTTTTATTAGCCCAGGGACTAAAGTCTATAAGGGTATGATTGTTGGAGAGCACAATCGGCCGGCTGATTTAGAATTAAATGTATGTAAAGCTAAACAGGTAACTAATATCAGATCGGCTGGTGCAGAGGTTCTTGATGCACTTCAATCGCCAGTTCAGATGAATTTGGAACGTGCACTAGAATACATCGGTCCCGATGAAATGTTAGAAGTTACTCCCGATTCGGTGCGTCTACGAAAAATTTCTAACAAGAAATCTACTAAACGCTGATGGTTAGATCATCAACTAGACGACCATTATCTTGCTCAGAACTATACAGAGATCCTCGATTTTTTCATGGAATAGCCCTTTTTAATAAAGGAGATTGGTACTCGTCTCACGATGTTTTTGAATCTCTATGGGGTGATACTTCAGATTCTGAAAAACTTCTTTTACAGGGTTTTCTGCAGATTGCAGTGGGGAATTTCCATATAGAAAGAAATAACCTAAATGGCGCAATCATAACCCTATCCTCTGGACTTATGAACTTAGAGTCATTTAGATTTAATGTATTGGGTATTGACATAAACTATTTATGTATAATAACCGCGAATTACCTGGATGCCATACAGAAAGGTCAAGACTTACGTAATTCAGAATTAAAACGATCTTTCATTCAAATAGATACTGGTTAAAACTAAGTTGACTTGGTTAAAATAACGATAAGCGGAGTCTAAGCCCATCGGAATCATAGACTAAGTCAGCTCATCTTAATATATTTTTGATATCGCTTGGCTGGTTTCGGGATATTTACTATTTCGGTTTTACTTAATATTTGATGCTCAATTTATTTATTGCAACCATGTAATTGTTTGTTTCTAGAGTAACCTAACAAATCCATTTCACTAGCTGAATTTACGCTCTTGACTGACCCTGTACTCATTCTTGGTTTGATTGCTTTTTGTCTATTATTAATTGCATTACCTATGACATTTTGGTCTGCCAGTGGTAGCCAAAACGACCGTACGGTACGGTTCATAATCGCTCTCGCCAATTTGAGTCTTACAAGTCAATTAGTTTTACGATGGTGGCAATCAGGCCATTTTCCTATCAGTAATTTATATGAATCACTTTGCTTTCTTACATGGGCCTGTACTTTGACTCAACTAATAATTGAGCATATTTGGTCTTCTCCCATTATATTTGCTGCTGCAACTCCTATAGGTCTTGGTTGCATTGCCTTTGCTAGTTTTGCACTTCCCGATAAGTTACAGGAAGCTTCACCATTAGTACCTGCATTACGTTCTAGCTGGTTAGTGATGCATGTAAGTGTGATTATGGCTAGCTATGCGGCTTTACTAGTTGGTTCAATATTATCAGCTGCTATACTATTTATAGATCATCGTACGCCAATCGAATTACGTGGTAATTCCATTGGCAGTGGAGGCTATCGCCAATCTACTTCCAGTAGTAATTCACTTTTGTCACTCTCATCTGTTCATATAGGATATGGTGAACAGATTGATAATCTTAGTTATCGCACTATTACAGTGGGTTTTCTGCTTCTTTCTCTAGGCATTGTTAGTGGTGCTGTTTGGGCAAATGAAGCCTGGGGTAGTTGGTGGAGTTGGGATCCAAAAGAAACTTGGGCTCTCATCTGTTGGTTAGTTTATGCATCTTATTTACATGTTCGTCTGAATCGTGGGTGGCACGGGCGAAAACCAGCCTTGTTGGCCGTTGGCGGTTTTGGAGTAATTGCTATTTGCTACATAGGTGTCAATCTGTTTGGTGTTGGTCTACATAGCTATGGATGGTTTTTTGGTAGTTAATAGTAATTGCTTGGCGCCTTAAATAAAACGCCAAGTTTAACGAACACTTTTAGCCTTCACCTATACTAGGGTGTATCAATCTTAGGTAGCGTCTTTGTAGATGCTATTTGTGACTGTTCCTGATACCTTGAATAGCATCAGCATAGTTAGGTTGATTGAAAACTCCAGAGCCAGAAACAATAGCATTGGCACCAGCTTCAATTACTTTCCATGCATTTTCCGCTTTAATACCTCCATCTACTTCAATCCATGGATCTAAGCCTCTTTCATTGCAGATACGACGTAAATCGCGGATTTTACTTACTTGCGATTCAATAAAACTTTGTCCACCAAATCCGGGATTGACACTCATTATAAGGACTAGATCACATAATTCCAAACAATAGTCAAGTGCATCAAGGGGAGTACTAGGGTTAAGCACAGCACCTGCCATTTTCCCTAAATCTTTGATCTGTGCCAGATTCCGATGTAAATGAGGACAAGCTTCTACTTGAACGCTGATAATATCAGCTCCAGCCTTTGCAAAATCTGCCACATATTTTTCAGGTTCAACAATCATCAAATGAACGTCTAAAGGCTTCTTTGTGATGGGGCGTAATGCATCAACAATGAGCGGACCAATCGTTATATTTGGTACAAATCTACCATCCATTACATCTACATGAATCCAATCAGCCCCTGCTTTATCCACGGCACTAACTTCTTCACCAAGTCGCGCAAAATCAGCAGAAAGAATTGATGGAGAAATAGCCAAGGATTTAGTACTCATGAAGGCTTCCAGCGAGGACAACAGCAATGATTGTAAGAATGCGCTGACACCACTGATACAGTGGCCAGCGCTCCAGGCTTGAGAGGCCCTGCAGCGGTTAGACATTGCTTCATTCTCTGCCGTTTCAACCCCTTTCTTCGCTCCGGCGTCTAGGTGGTTGGCCTCCTTTCCGTTGCTTTTACCCCTCGTCGGACTATCATGGATCGCACCCTTATTCAGGAATTGCTTGAAGTCGTCGAGCAAGCGGCTATTGCTTCTGCTCGCCTAACTGGACTTGGGCAGAAGGACGAAGCCGACGCTGCTGCTGTGGAAGCTATGCGTCAACGTATGTCTTCGATCCAGATGCAGGGGCGAATTGTAATTGGTGAAGGAGAAAGAGATGAAGCTCCTATGCTTTATATCGGCGAGGAAGTAGGAAGTGGTACTGGTCCTGGTGTTGATTTTGCCGTAGATCCATGTGAGGGAACAAACCTTTGTGCAAATGCACAAGATGGTTCCATGGCAGTTTTAGCAGCTAGTGATAGAGGTGGTTTGTTCAATGCTCCAGACTTCTATATGAAGAAGTTAGCCGTTCCGCCAGCTGCTAAGGGCAAAGTTGATATTCGTAAGAGTGCGACTGAAAACATTAAGATTTTGAGTGATTGTTTAGGTATTGCTATTAGTGATCTGGTTATTGTAGTTATGGATCGCGCACGTCATAAGGGACTAATAAGCGAGATTCGTGGACTTGGTGCACGCGTCAAACCAATTAGTGATGGTGATGTACAAGCTGCTATTGCCTGCGGTTTTGCTGGAACAGGTACACACTGCCTCATGGGTATCGGAGCAGCTCCTGAAGGCGTGATCTCCGCTGCGGCCTTACGTTGTCTTGGTGCTCATTTTCAGGGACAGCTAGTGTATGACCCTGCAGTAGCAATGACGTCTGAATGGGCTGACTATACGAAAGAAGGAAACATTGCTCGTCTTAACGAGATGGGTATTACAGACATTGACAAAGTATATGAAGCTGAAGAGTTAGCATCAGGAGCAAGCGTAGCATTCGCAGGTAGTGGAATTACCAATGGCTTGTTATTTAAAGGTGTCCAATTCGAACGTGATTGTACTCGGACAAGCAGCCTAGTTATCAGCTCTCTTGACAAAAGCGCTCGATTCACTGATACAATTCATATTAAAGATAATGCTCAAAGCATTATGCTTCGTTAAATAGCAGTTCTGGATGCGTTTGTGAGCTTTTATCCCCATGCATATTACCGTTGTCGGCCTTAGTCATCGCACGACCCCGGTAGAGATCCGAGAGCGCCTGAGCATTTCGGAGCAAATTATGGAAAATTCTCTCCAAACGCTTCGCTCTGACGAGCAGGTGCTTGAAGCATCAATTCTTAGCACCTGCAATCGCCTAGAGATTTATACTCTCGTCAGGAATCCAGAGCAAGGTGTCTCAGCAATAGGCTCATTTCTTAGCCGTCACTCTGGAATAGAAGTAAGTGAGCTCTACCCTCATCTATTCACTTACCATCACGGTGAAGCAGTTAATCACTTACTTAGAGTTGCAGCAGGATTAGATAGCCTAGTTTTAGGAGAGGGACAAATACTTGCTCAGGTTAAGAAAATGTATCGACTCGCTCAGGAACATAATTCCGTTGGGCCGATATTAAATCGACTATTGAATCAAGCCGTTAGTACCGGCAAACGAGTAAGATCTGAAACTAGTTTAGGTACTGGTGCTGTTTCGATTAGCTCTGCTGCTGTTGAATTAGCTCAATTAAAGATCGGTCAATCTCGAGGTTACGATAGTTTAGTCAGTCTTGAAGGAGAGCAAGTAGCAGTTATAGGTGCTGGGCGGATGAGCCGATTACTATTACAACACTTGCAGGCTAAGGGATGCACAGCTGTAGTATTGCTCAATCGTACTCTTGAAAGTGCTAGGACACTAGCGAAAGAATTTCCAGACTTACCCGTTCAGTGTCGCGCCTTAGAAGCATTAGATTATTGCTTAAGCACTTGCTCCTTGATCTTTGCTAGTACAGCAGCAGCAGCACCAATTATTGATGCTGCCCGACTGAGTGGCTTAAACCGTCGCTCTTGCTTAAGATTAGTTGATATTGGAGTGCCACGAAATATAGCCTCCGATGTCAAAGAAGTTGCAGGTGTTGAACTATATGATGTTGATGATCTCGCAGAAGTTGTCGCACGTAACCAAGAATCACGAAAACAAGTTGCTGCAGAAGCTGAAGATTTATTAAAAGAGGAAAGTCGTCAGTTCTTAGAATGGTGGGATGGACTGGAAGCTGTACCAACAATTAATCGGTTAAGGCTACATCTAGAGGGAATCAGGATACAAGAACTCGAGAAGGCCTTCAATCGTATGGGACCAGAATGTTCAGATCGTGAACGAAAGGTTATTGAAGCATTAAGCAAGGGAATTATCAATAAAATCCTTCATAGTCCAATCAAGAACCTAAGAGCATTTCAGCCTCGACAGCAACGTCGCGAAGCGCTACTTACACTTCAAGCATTATTTGAGTTAGACCTTTCGGCAGACTAATGATACTCTATAGTTAACCGGTTGAAGAACCTTACTGCCGATATAATCTGAAGATGTTATATAAGCTCGTCAGAATTTGAATTTTGGGGTATGTTCGGCTGGTCTAAGCAAAGCTCCGGAGGTTTCCATGAAGCGTGTGCTGGCGATTATTCTCGGCGGCGGCGCGGGAACTAGGCTTTACCCTCTAACAAAAATGCGGGCTAAACCGGCAGTTCCGCTAGCAGGTAAATATAGATTAATTGATATACCTGTCAGTAATTGTATTAATTCTGGGATTAATAAAATATACGTACTAACTCAATTTAATAGCACCTCTCTTAGCCGTCACTTATTACAGAGTTATAATCTTTCAGGGGGTTTCGCTGGAGGCTTTGTTGAAGTTCTATCAGCACAACAAACACCTGATAGTTGTAATTGGTTCGAGGGAACAGCTGACGCAGTTCGTAAATATCAGTGGCTTTTTGAGGAATCAGATGCTGATGATTATTTAATACTCTCTGGTGATCAAATTTACCGGATGGACTATAGTCGTTTAATAGTACAGCATCGGGAGTCAAACGCTAATCTAAGTGTGGCTGTATTGCCTGTAGACCAAGAACAAGCTGAAGGATTTGGTTTAATACTTGCTGACTCAAATAATGATATTAAGGAATTTCGTGAAAAACCAAGAGGTAAATCTCTTCTAGAGATGGCAGTAGATACATCTTCTCTTGGACTATCAATCGAAGAATCGAGGCAGCGTCCCTATTTAGCATCAATGGGGATTTATGTTTTCAATAGAGATAGCTTGTTTGATATACTCAATCAGAACCCCTCATATACGGACTTTGGAAAAGAGATTATTCCAGAGTCTCTTGCTCGTGGAGATATAGTAAAGAGTTATGTATTCAATGATTACTGGGAAGACATTGGAACTATAGAGGCTTTTTTCGATGCTAACCTTGCCTTAACTGATTATCCAGTGCCGGCATTTTCTTTTTATCATGACCAGTTTCCTATTTATACTCGCCCTCGATATTTACCTCCAAGTACCCTTCTAGATGCGCAAGTAACCCAATCGATTATTGGTGAAGGATCGATTCTTAAGTCATGTAGTATTCACCACTGTGTTTTAGGAATCCGTTCCCGGATAGAAAATGATGTGGTACTTCAGGATACTTTAGTTATGGGTGCTGACTACTATGAGTCTACAGAGGAACAAGTACTACTCAAGGGACAGGGAGGTGTCCCGATGGGAGTCGGAGCTGGGACAACTGTTAAAAGAGCTATTCTGGATAAAAATGCTCGAATAGGGCGTAACACTGTAATCACTAACAAGGATCGGGTCGAAGAAGCTGATCAACCTGAACTTGGATTTTATATCCGCAATGGGATTGTTGTTGTTCTGAAAAATGCTACTATTGCTGATGGAACTGTAATCTGAGATAAGCCTGTTTTATGTTAAGTAGAAAGTATGCTTTTATAGATTGTGCAAGCTTAATGCACTAAATTAAGCAATTATCTAACTCTGATAGATGTTCTCTATTTAATTTAGTAGCTATTCCGCGTCTTGATAGGCACACTGTCAGTGGTTAGTCAAAGTTATCCATGTCAAAGGCACATTTTGGTCTCATTGGACTTGGTGTTATGGGTGAGAACCTTATCCTAAACGCTGAGCGTAACGGTTTTTCAAGTATTGTATACAATAGAACCTATGCGAAAACTGAAGCCTTTTTGGCAGGTAGCGGCTCTGGCAAGCAAATTATTGGAGCCACATCTTTACAAGATTTTGTTAACAAGTTAGAGCGTCCCCGTAGAATTTTAATGATGATTAAGGCTGGTCAACCCATCGATGATACTATTAACGCTATTTCACCTTACCTTGAAGAGGGTGATCTTCTAATTGATGGTGGTAACTCTCTTTATACTGATACCGAACGCCGTGTAACTGAACTCGAACAAAAGCGTTTTGGTTATATTGGAATGGGAATTTCTGGTGGAGCTAAAGGTGCACTAGAAGGACCAAGTATGATGCCAGGTGGTACCAGACAAGCATATGAGGATGTTAAAGATTTGCTGTATAAAATGGCCGCCCAAGTAGAAGATGGTCCTTGTGTAGCCTATATCGGACCAAGAGGTGCTGGTCATTTTGTAAAAACGGTACATAACGGCATTGAGTATGGTATCGAACAAATACTAGCCGAAGCATATGACCTGATGAAAAGAGTTGATGGAATGAATGGAGAGCAAATGGCAAAGATATTGGACACCTGGAATGAAACCGAAGAGCTATCTTCATATCTGGTAGAAATAACGTCTGCATGCTTAAAAACTAAAGATCCTGGTGATGGATCTGACCTAGTTGAAAAAATTGTGGATAAAGCAGGGCAAAAAGGAACAGGGCTTTGGACTGTTATCAGTGCGCTTGAGATGGGAGTGCCTGTCCCAACTATTTATGCTTCCTTAAACGGAAGAGTAATGAGTTCCATGAAAGATGAAAGAACCTTAGGAGAAAGTATTTTTGGGGGACCAATAGTTCTTCCTTTTGATATTGGTAATCCCAGTAACAACATGCAGCCTTTAGAAGATGCGTGTGTACTGGCTTATATGGCTAGCTATGCTCAAGGACTAGCACTATTAGTAGAAGCATCGAGGTTACATGAATATAATTTAAATATGTCTTCCATTGCTCAAATATGGAAAGGTGGCTGTATCATTCGATCGAGGCTACTGAAAAGGATACAAGACGCCTATACTTCTAATCCGTCATTGACAAACTTGCTATTCGATCCTTGGTTTACAAAACAAATTAATAAACGCTTACCAGGTCTTGTATCTGTAGTTGCAGGTGCAAGCAAAGCCGGAATACCTACACCGTGTTTCAGCACTACCTTAGACTATATTAATACCTACCGTACGAGCCGGTTGCCTCAAAATTTGGTGCAAGCCATGCGTGATTGTTTTGGTGCTCATACCTATGAGCGTATCGATCAGAAGGGGAATTTTCATACTGAGTGGATCCAATAATAGTTAGTTTGCGTTTATCACTTAATACTAATTTATTGAATAGGATTCAGCGATACTATTCCAGGAGATTTACTAAGGTACTATTTGTTAATAGCAATAAAATACGTAATAACCTAGGCTGAGTAAACTCTTTATCTTGCGCAAGATAAGTCCAGTGACTCTATCTTCCAAATGAGTAGTGGTCAAGATACACGAACAGGATCGAATTCGTTGTAGACAGCTATATAACAAGTCGAAATATAATAGTTTTTGTACATTCCGCTTAATATTGTGAGAACTTATGGAAAACTCACTCAGTGTCTTTTTACTTAATACAGTACGCATCGAAGAGTTTGCATAATTCTATTTAACCATCAGTTACAGCTCCTTTACTACTGCTACTTACTAGTCTTGAGTACTTACTCAATACACCTTTAACGTAAGGAGAATCTGATCTTTTCCACATAGAACGTCGTCGATTTATCTCATCTGAACTTACATTCAATTGGATAAGACGTTTGTGAGCATCTATAGTGATACTGTCTCCATCTTGAACAAGTGCTATCGTGCCGCCAACAGCCGCTTCTGGAGCAACGTGTCCGATAACCATTCCGTAAGTCCCTCCACTAAAACGTCCATCAGTAATTAAAGCTACTTTATCTCCTAGTCCACATCCAATAATCGCAGACGTTGGTGATAACATTTCACGCATTCCTGGTCCACCAACAGGACCTTCATTTCGAATTACGATTACATCTCCTTCTTGTATCAGACCACTAATTATTGCTGTTAAGCAACTTTCTTCACTTTCGAATACCCGAGCTGGTCCTGTTATACAAGGATTTTTAACCCCACTGATCTTGGCAACACTCCCCTCTTGAGATAAATTTCCCTTAAGTATAGCCAAGTGCCCTGTTGAGTATAGAGGGTCTTTTATGGCCCTAATTACTGATTGTGATGGATCTGGTGTTGATGGGACATCAGATAAAATCTCAGTAAGTGTTTTATCTTGGATCGTACGACATTCACCATGTAAGAGACCTGCGTCTAACAAAAGTTTCATAACTTGAGGGATACCACCAGCATTATGTAAATCAACGGTTACAAAACGACCACTTGGTTTTAAGTCACAAATTACCGGTACACGCTGGCGAATAGTTTCAAAGTCATCAATACTAAGGGGTACACCGGCGGTGCGTGCAATCGCAAGTAAATGTAATACAGCATTGGTCGATCCACCGACCGCCATTATAACGCTGATAGCGTTTTCAAAAGCTTCTTTTGTTAGTAAATCCAGGGGACTAATATTCTTTTTGATAGCATTCACAAGAGTTACGGCAGACTTGATAGTACTCTCAACTTTCTCGACATCCTCAGCAGCCATAGTAGAGCTGTAAGGAAGACTCAATCCCATAGTCTCAATTACTGCTGACATAGTATTTGCGGTAAACATTCCTCCGCAACTACCCGCACCGGGGCAAGCATTCTTCTCAATTAAAGTAAGCTCATCTTGTTTAATTTTCCCACTCGTCATTTGCCCCACAGCCTCAAAAGAGCTGACAACTGTCAAATCACATTTGCCTAATTTTCCTGGTTTGATAGTTCCACCATATACAAAGATGCTAGGGATATTCATACGAGCCATTGCGAGTATGGCTGCTGGCATATTTTTATCACAACCTCCTATAGCCAGTACACCATCCATACTTTGAGCATTACATGCAGTTTCAATTGCATCAGCAATTACTTCCCGTGAAACTAAAGAGTATTTCATACCTTCTGTACCCATAGAAATACCATCGCTGACAGTAATCGTGCCGAACATCTGAGGCATTGCCCCTGCTTCCCGAAGGGATATCTCAGCACAACGAGCCAGGTCATTCAGACCCAGATTACAGGGTGTAATAGTACTGTATCCATTTGCAATACCAATGATTGGCTTATTAAAGTCATCGTCTGTAAATCCAACAGCCCGCAGCATTGCTCGATTTGGTGAGCGCTGTATACCTTGAGTAATAGCACTAGAACGGTACATAAGCACAATTAGAGATACACAGAACTTACTTGGCAACCAATAATTCAACTCTTTACGGAAATACCACTATCAAAGTTGTATTTGAATAGCATTAGTGAGTATCAACGTTAGTCCATATTGATAGCTCATTCGATTACTTTTTGAATCCATTTGGCAGTATCATACTTCAATTAATCTTTTAGGTCAATTCGGGTCAATGACAAAATCACAATCATTGACTGGTGAAACCATATAGACGTTGCTCGAGATTACCAAATCCAGGTATAATTTCCCCTGCGTCATTAAGGTCTGGATCAATACAAGCGCAGTAAATAGTTAAATCAGGAAAACTTTCTCCCAGAGACTTCAGTCCTACATTAGAAGCAATAGTCGTAATTACTCTTCGTCTACTGCCATTTACTCCTTTAGTTGCTAAACTTGTAAGAATTGCTCCGAGGTCATAAGCATTTGTAATTTGTGGTACAAAAATCAAGACGCCTTCTTCAGAAGGTATATTGAGCGGTAATTGAGAACTAATAATTTCCGTTTGGCCAGTCATATAAATATGAGACAGTCTAGCAGTAGGTAAAACTTTACGAGCCCCAAACCAGAGCTCTTGTCCGCCACGGACTATCTGTACTGCTAATAAAGATGTTGCGGTACTAATACTACTGCCCGTTGTTTCTCCAAAAGGTGTTTGAATTTCGACAGACTTATAAGGTAACCAATCTCGAACTGCCTCATACGTAAGCCAATGCCCCAGCTCTTCAAGAGCGATAGCAAACAACGGTGCTGGCGTCAGTTGATCTCGGAGTATTATTAGCCAATGTGCAATTAGAGGATGAGGAGGGACTACGACACGTAAATTGATACTCATCGATTTTATCTGCAAAGATTGAGCAAGTTCAGATTAAAACTGCGATCGGATCTCTTATCGCGAATTTTTGTTTGGGTACATATTATCGATATACTTAGTACTCAAGTTGGTTTGCATTGCTGTTGAAGTTAATATGCATATATAAGTAGTAACTAGAAAAGAGTACTTGATAGAGACGTCTTTATAGAGAGTATTTATGAGCTTGGCTTATAATGAGTGATAATGGAATATAAAAGGTGGGGATTATTCCTGAAAGAATTTTTCACACGGTCTTTAAAGGGCCCCTTAACTGGTAAATTCTTTAGGTGTGATAAGGGTCGGTGCCCGAGTGGTTAATGGGGGCGGACTGTAAATCCGCTGGCTCTGCCTACGTTGGTTCAAATCCAACCCGGCCCACCTTTCACATGCCCTTGTAGCTCAGTGGTAGAGCACTCCCTTGGTAAGGGAGAGGTCACGAGTTCAAATCTCGTCAAGGGCTTACGAGTTGAATCACATACTTTTATATAAATAAGGTTGTTTGAGTATACCTGGTGTATACTTAGATGTTGTACGTTCGAGTATAATTGAAGTCAATTTTCGTGATGAGCAAGGACGTCCTCGGTCTTTAAGAGCTGATGGTCTACTTGCTCGCTGCATCCAACATGAGATGGATCATTTGAAAGGGATATTATTTGTAGATCGTGTCACCAATAAAGCCGAATTAAATAAAGTTTTGCAAGAGAATGAAATGAATTTGTCTGATGTTCATTCACTATAGTCTAGTCAATTGCAGATACCAACAAGTAATCACATATGTTTCAGCCATTAAAAAGGCCCCTCCGTAATATTACGGAGGGGCCTTTTTAATGGCTGAGAATTTTACCTGGCGTCGAGCTATCTTCGCAAGGGGCTTCCCCCTAACTATTTTTGCCGCTGCTGCGTTTCACAACCGAGTTCGGGATGGATCGGAGTGGTTCCACAGCGCCATGGATACCAGGAAATAGTTCAACCAGAGGTGATACATGAAAACTACATAGGTTTCACAGATTACTAATTAGTAATTTGTGAATTAATAAAGAAATAAGTTAAGTGTAAGATTCGATGTTTGGTTAAGCCCTCGGTCTATTAGTACTCCTCCGCTTCACTTATTACTAAGCTTCCACGTAGAGCCTATCAAACGGGTGTTCTTCCCGTGACCTTACTGGCTTATGCCATGAGAACACTCATCTTGAGGTGGGCTTCCCACTTATATGCTTTCAGCGGTTATCCGCTCCACACATGGCTACCCAGCGTTTACCGTTGGCACGATAACTGGCACACCAGAGGTGTGTTCCTCCCGGTCCTCTCGTACTAGGGAGAAATCCTCTCAATGTTCTTACGCATGCACCGGATATGGACCGAACTGTCTCACGACGTTCTGAACCCAGCTCGCGTACCGCTTTAATGGGCGAACAGCCCAACCCTTGGGACCGACTTCAGCCCCAGGTTGCGATGAGCCGACATCGAGGTGCCAAACCTCCCCGTCGATGTGAACTCTTGGGGGAGATCAGCCTGTTATCCCTAGAGTAACTTTTATCCGTTGAGCGACGGCCCTTCCACTCAGAACCGTCGGATCACTAAGGCCGACTTTCGTCCCTGTTCGACTTGTAGGTCTCACAGTCAAGCTCCCTTCTGCCTTTGCACTCGTCGGCTGATTTCCAACCAGCCTGAGGGAACCTTTGCGCGCCTCCGTTACCTTTTAGGAGGCGACCGCCCCAGTCAAACTGCCCACCAGATACTGTCCGATCCCCGGATAACGGGTAACCGTTAGAACCCTAGCTATGAAAGAGTGGTATCTCACCGTTGGCTCACCATCACCCACAAGTGATGGATCAAAGCCTCCCACCTATCCTGCGCATTCAGAGCCCGGGCACAATACCAAGTTACAGTAAAGCTTCATAGGGTCTTTCTGTCCGGGTGCACGTAGTCCGCATCTTCACAGACAATTCTATTTCGCCGAGTCTCTCTCCGAGACAGCGCCCAAATCGTTACGCCTTTCGTGCGGGTCGGAACTTACCCGACAAGGAATTTCGCTACCTTAGGACCGTTATAGTTACGGCCGCCGTTCACCGGGGCTTCAGTTATCAGCTTCGCTTACGCTAACCAACTTCCTTAACCTTCCGGCACTGGGCAGGCGTCAGCCCCCATACATCGTCTTGCGACTTAGCGGAGACCTGTGTTTTTGGTAAACAGTCGCTTGGGCCTCTTCACTGCGACCAGCGTAAGCTGGCACCCCTTCTCCCGAAGTTACGGGGCCATTTTGCCGAGTTCCTTAGAGAGAGTTATCTCGCGCCCCTCGGTATTCTCTACCACCCCACCTGTGTCGGTTTCGGGTACTGGTAACTGTATCTTAACGGGTATAGGGCTTTTCTTGGAAGCATGACATCACCAACTTCACTGCCGTGGCAGTTCGTACTCACAACTTAGCTCAGATCGTTTTCGCCGATCTTCAACACCTCGTATGCTTGAACCAGTAACCAACATCTGGCTTGGCTAGCCTTCTCCGTCCCCCTTCCCAAATACAGTTAGTACAGGAATGTTGACCTGTTATCCATCGACTACGCCTTTCGACCTCGCCTTAGGTCCAGACTAACCCTTCGTGGACGAGCCTACCGAAGGAACCCTTAGGGTTTCGGGGCATGGGATTCTCACCCATGTTTTCGCTACTCAAGCCGACATTCTCACTTCCATGCAGTCCACGCCCGCTTACGCTAACGCTTCACCCCACATGGAACGCTCCCCTACCATTCATAGAATCCGCAGCTTCGGTAAAACGCTTAGCCCCGTTCATTTTCGGCGCAGGATCGCTCGACCAGTGAGCTATTACGCACTCCTTTGAGGATGGCTGCTTCTAAGCAAACCTCCTGGTTGTCTGTGCAATCCCACCTCCTTTATCACTTAGCGTTTATTTAGGGACCTTAGCTGGCGGTCTGGGCTGTTTCCCTCTTGACCATGGAGCTTATCCCCCACAGTCTGACTGCCTAGTTACACACAGGGTATTCAGAGTTTGTATCGATTTGGTACCGCTTTCGCAGCCCGCACCGAAACAGTGGCTTTACCCCCCTGCTGGAGCACTAGACGCTACGCCTCAACGTATTTCGGGGAGAACCAGCTAGCTCCGGGTTCGATTGGCATTTCACCCCTAACCACAGCTCATCCGCTGATTTTTCAACATCAGTCGGTTCGGACCTCCACTTGGTATCACCCAAGCTTCATCCTGGCCATGGTTAGATCACCCGGGTTCGGGTCTATAAACACTGACTATCGCCCTATTCAGACTCGCTTTCGCTATGGCTCCGGGATTTTCCCCTTAACCTGCCAGTACCTATAAGTCGCCGGCTCATTCTTCAACAGGCACACAGTCACCCGATAAGTCGGGCTCCCATTGCTTGTAAGCTCACGGTTTCATGTTCTATTTCACTCCCCTCCCGGGGTTCTTTTCACCTTTCCCTCGCGGTACTGCTTCACTATCGGTCACACAGTAGTACTTAGCCTTACGAGGTGGTCCTCGCAGATTCACACGGAATTCCACGTGCTCCGTGCTACTCGGGATACAGCTAGGTTAATTCAACTTTCGTATACGGGGCTTTCACCCTCTATGGCGCGCCATTCAAGCGCTTCTACTAGTATCCAAAATCCATGTTACTGTCCCACAACCCCAACAGTCGCAACCGTTGGTTTGGGCTATTCCCCGTTCGCTCGCCGCTACTTGGGGAGTCGTTTTTACTTTCTTTTCCTCCAGCTACTAAGATGTTTCAGTTCGCTGGGTTGGCTCGAACCAACCTATTTATTGAGTTGGTCGTTCTAAGGGTTGCCCCATTCGGAAATTCTCGGATCAAAGCGTGTTTCCAGCTCCCTGAGACTTATCGCAGGTAACCACGTCCTTCATCGCCTCTGTGTGCCAAGGTATCCACCGTGAGCCCTTTGTAGCTTAACCAGGTCATTTATTACCTTTGTTTAGGTAATAAATCAAATCTACATCTAAATCAAAACCTACCAATAATGGATATAGTAACCATTTTGGTAAGCCTATTTAGAAAGCTTATTTCTTTAAAATTACCTATGCAGTTGTCAAGGTTCTGCTGAACTATCTTACATCCAAAAGAATCAAATGTGCTTTTGGACTAAGGAGTCCAGCATTTTTGTTGTTATGCCTGGGTTTGTTATCAGGCATAACAACAAAAATGCTGGAGTCAAACTCAGCCGATTTTTCTAATGACACACGCTTCCAAAGGTCTTCCTTACACGAGAAGAGTTTGGTCAGTGGAGGTTAGCGGACTTGAACCGCTGACATCCTGCTTGCAAAGCAGGCGCTCTACCAACTGAGCTAAACCCCCAAAACACGAATGGGCCATCCTGGACTTGAACCAGGGACCTCACCCTTATCAGGGGTGCGCTCTAACCACCTGAGCTAATGGCCCAGGAGACCCTTGTTAAGGGTGTGGCCTAGACAAAGTTTAGGAACTGAATGAAAAGATAACCATACGGTGAACCGCATTAAATTATCTTTTTTTGAGGTACCGATCGACCTAAGGTGACAGGTTACTAGAATGACAGTAAAAGTAGTCAAACATTAGTAACGTGATTTGTCTCCCTGTTAGGAGGTGATCCAGCCGCACCTTCCGGTACGGCTACCTTGTTACGACTTCACCCCAGTCATCGGCCCCACCTTCGGCGTCCTCCTCCGCAAGGGTTGAAGTAACGACTTCGGGCATGGCCAACTTCCATGGTGTGACGGGCGGTGTGTACAAGGCCCGGGAACGTATTCACCGCAGTATGCTGACCTGCGATTACTAGCGATTCCTCCTTCACGTAGGCGAGTTGCAGCCTACGATCTGAACTGAGCCACGGTTTATGGGATTTGCTAGCTCTTGCGAGTTTGCTGCCCTTTGTCCGTAGCATTGTAGTACGTGTGTAGCCCAGGATGTAAGGGGCATGATGACTTGACGTCATCCACACCTTCCTCCGGTTTATCACCGGCGGTTTCTCTAGAGTGCCCAACTAAATGCTGGCAACTAAAAACGTGGGTTGCGCTCGTTGCGGGACTTAACCCAACATCTCACGACACGAGCTGACGACAGCCATGCACCACCTGTCACTGCGTTCCCGAAGGCACTCTTCCGTTTCCGGAAGATTCGCAGGATGTCAAACCCTGGTAAGGTTCTTCGCGTTGCATCGAATTAAACCACATACTCCACCGCTTGTGCGGGCCCCCGTCAATTCCTTTGAGTTTCACACTTGCGTGCGTACTCCCCAGGCGGAACACTTAACGCGTTAGCTACGACACCGAAGGGGTCGATTCCTCCGACACCTAGTGTTCATCGTTTACGGCCAGGACTACAGGGGTATCTAATCCCTTTCGCTCCCCTGGCTTTCGTCCATGAGCGTCAGTTATGGCCCAGCAGAGCGCCTTCGCCACTGGTGTTCTTCCCGATATCTACGCATTTCACCGCTACACCGGGAATTCCCTCTGCCCCTACCACACTCGAGCCCTGTAGTTTCCACTGCCTTGATGGAGTTAAGCTCCACGCTTTAACAGCAGACTTACAAAGCCGCCTGCGGACGCTTTACGCCCAATAATTCCGGATAACGCTTGCCACTCCCGTATTACCGCGGCTGCTGGCACGGAATTAGCCGTGGCTTATTCCTCAAGTACCGTCAGATCTTCTTCCTTGAGAAAAGAGGTTTACAGCCCAGAGGCCTTCATCCCTCACGCGGCGTTGCTCCGTCAGGCTTTCGCCCATTGCGGAAAATTCCCCACTGCTGCCTCCCGTAGGAGTCTGGGCCGTGTCTCAGTCCCAGTGTGGCTGATCATCCTCTCAGACCAGCTACTGATCGATGCCTTGGTAGGCCATTACCCCACCAACAAGCTAATCAGACGCGGGCTCATCCTCAGGCGAAATTCATTTCACCTCTCGGCATATGGGGTATTAGCGACCGTTTCCGGTCGTTATCCCCCTCCTGAGGGCAGATTCCCACGCGTTACTCACCCGTCCGCCACTAGCCCGAAGGCTCGTTCGACTTGCATGTGTTAAGCACGCCGCCAGCGTTCATCCTGAGCCAGGATCAAACTCTCCGTTATATGTTCATCCGTCCTATGTAATGACACATCGGTCATCTCAACGAATGTTGCTTACCCCCAAGAAATTAGTAGTTAATTACTAATTTTTAAGTTGTAGCCCCTTAAAAATTTAAGGTTACGAGAGCGCGTTAATTAAATCTGAACTTTAGACTTAAAATAACGACTTTCCAGGATCTCAGATCCGGCTGTTACTGTATAAGCTGTCAATTCGGTAATCAAGATTGTTACCGCACTGCTTACACAATAACTATAAAATCATTTTGACGGGACCTCACACCTTCGCTATTTATACGTATCCCTTGTCTACAAGTCCCGTAAGACTTATAAGGATAACATAGCGAAAGCGTCAGTTCCTAAACTTTTCAGTTGTCTAGGTGCCTCACTTACTCCTACTCGGAGGTCGTGAATCCGGTGGTTGAAAACCACCCGAAAAACTTACAACACCGTCGGATTTTTCCTCCGGTCCTGGATCACTTCATACTCGATGGGTGAACCCCGGTAGAGAGAAGTGACTCTGCTTGGTTGGCAAATTGCTTTCCAGGCAGTCCACAAACTTAACACTCGTGTCTCACTTACGTCAACCCCCCTCTTCACTACCTCAATCTTTTCATTAAATTTAGCGGGCAACTAGTGCCTCTCCCCAAGGTAAAAATGTTTCAAGGAATGCCTCATTAGCAGCTGCTAAAACCGGGAAATTAGCCCCTTCAAGATTCGTACCCGGAATTTGAGTTGCCGGGTCTTTAGCTAACCATCGCAGCGGGCACTCTAGTTCAATTAATATTAGCCATGCAGCTGCTAAATCCCAAATTTTTGGTGTAGCTTCTAAAGCAGCAACAGTCTGTCCCATTGCAACACTAACCAAATTTAAGCTAGCAACACCTAGTGACCTAATTTTACCAGGAAAATGTTGATCAGGAAGTTTTTGAAGCACAGCAATCGAGCGACTACATAAAGACGCACAAGAATTTGAGTCAGAAAATCTTGAAGGCCCTTGTAAAATTTTTTCGTTACGCCATACGCCCTCTCCTTTAATAGCTACAATCCGCTGTCTTAGAGGCGGTACATCTAGTACAGCCAAGATAGGACGTCCATTCTTGAATCGTGCAACTGAAATAGCCCAATAAGGGATACCAGCAGCAAAATTTGTGGTCCCATCAAGGGGATCTACGACCCAATAACATTCTGAAGTTGGAACTTCTTGTGCACCTTCCTCACTAAGTATACCATCTTGAGGATATATTTTCCTTAACCCTTCTGCTAGTGCCTGGTCACTCCATCGATCACAATCGGTAACCAGTGTACCATCGGATTTAATATCTGATACTATGTTGCCAAAGTCTTGGCGTTGCCTCTCTGAGACCTCGTCTAACAAATTATGTAGAGAATCTAAGTTATTAGCCATAATAAAGTTAAAAAATAGATGGAAGTGGAGAAAAGAACTCAGTTAAGTTCCTGAATTAAGACTGTACTAAGGTTGACTCGGATATACTCCTGTATGATTGTATCTGCAGAATCAAGTTAGGTTAAGTTAGAATAATTTTAATCTATCATCAAAACAGGGATAGGATATGCAAGATAAGGTTACAAGTTATCCCAAATTCGAAATAATATAGTATTATGTCTAATTACTGACTACGCTAATAAGTTAATTTATTAATTAAAATTAACTAAAGATCACATATTTGACTATAGTCTAGTATGTTAAAAATCTTCACCAAATCACAGATCGAAAAAAACAACATTGTCAGGTACCAACAAAAAACATAATCAGTTCTAAACTTCTTCATAAACCAAAATACCAAGCAAGCAAGACTATCACGATAAGAATCTCTTAAATATATTAAATTTCTAATCCTAGAATCAGAACACGTAACATGGTTAGTGTTAGCTAACGAATCACAAAGTAAGCTTCATTTCAAGATAATCTCAATCTATCAATATCTAAGTATTACAGGATTTTTCTGTTCATATTCATATGAAACTATTATTACAGTATGTAACCGGTAAAATTAACATATTGCTCAGAATTGTAATTTTAAGTGAGCAGAATACTATAGCCCAGCTGGTCAATACTACTTTAACGCCAAAAGTATAAAATTACATCATTAAGTTGTTATTGAGGCCCACCTTTACCGTATGTAGTACTCTTCATTAGCACAAATACGAACTAAATCCATAGCCCCATAGATTATCTCAATTTTTACAGGGAATATTTCCTGAAGATAAGAAAGTTCTATATCGTCTAGGAATATTAGTTGATTTTGCTGCAGTAACACCGATGGTATTAGCAGTATATCACCTAGGTTTTCCTTCTGTAGTCCAACCAAAAGATCTGATCCTGTTAGCAATCCTGTTACTACTTGTTCTTGTCCCCAATATAAGCTTGGAAGGCCATAAAGAAACATTTGAAGACCTTTCACTCTATTAATTCGCTGTACTATAGGTTTTAAACTCTCCATTACTAATTGTCCAACAACCCAACTATATGAACGAGAGTACTGAAGGGATTCAGGTAATGCCTTAGTATACATGTCTAAGTCACGGAGAAAAGCTCGTATGCTCCCAACACCATTTTCTTGTTGAGAAAAATTCTCGTAAGTGGAAATTGGGGGTAATGGTCTCTTAGCAATTAAAAACCATTCATCAGAGAGCCAAGCAAAACGGCTACCTAGCTTTTCAGAGCAAGAGTACTGTAGATACTCTACCTGATCAATAACGTTACCAGCACATAACTTGTCTGACGCAATCAACTCATCATCATCTGGCCTAAAATGCGTAAGTCCTACTGGAACAATAGCAACAGATAATATAGAAGGGGAATTTCGTTCCGCAAAGTAAGATAATTCAATTAGCGTTCTTTGTAGAACCGGACCATCATTGAAACCTGGACAAACCACGACTTGAGCATGTATCTGCAACCTACGGTCGGAAAACCAACGTAATTGATCACAAATCAATCCTGCACGTTTATTATGCAATAGTTGGCTACGTACTTCTGGATCTGTGGCATGAATAGATATATATAAAGGGGAAAGGCGTTGACTCTCAATACGTTCCCAGTCAGAAACCACTAAATTCGTTAAAGTTAGATATGATCCATAAAGAAAACTGAGTCTAAAATCATCATCTTTTAGATAAAGCGTGTCACGATATCCTGAGGGCTGTTGGTCTATAAAACAAAAAGGACATTTATTATTGCATTGCTTTAACCCATCAAATAACGCTTCCGTGAAACCAATACCTAATCCCTCGTCAGGATCTTTTTCTACCTCTATAAGATGAAGAGAGTTATCAGTACTTTCAATTACGAGAGTGAGCTTGTCATTCCCTGTTAACATTCTGATATCAATTAAATCACGAGCACATTTGCCATTAATACTCAATAAACGGTCACCTGATTGCAAACCTAAGTCTTGACCAATTGACTCTGAATAAACACTGTTTACTACAGCTGGTTGAAGTAACCCTCGATTGTAAATCTCAGCCCAATCTATACCTTCAGAAGGCTCGTTTACCATAATTCCGAACAGCGATTAAATTAAGTTCTAAGATGAGCAATGAAATTCAAGGAAACAGAATAATTGATTTCATTAATTCAGACCCAAAGGCCTGATAAATAATATGAAGATGGGTGTAACAGAATTAAGAATGGCATAGTCTTATCCTCATGTATATCTACAATGGCGTCGTAAACATGCTACCAATAACGTTTTGGTATTAACTTGGCAAGCGATCAAATCACTGCGTAGATGGATCAAAATATCTATACTTTATGGTCAATAAACTTTCTCCACACACAGGAAAAATTGTTAGATCTCAGTAGTACCTATTAAACGGCTGGCCAATATATGAAAGATAATCTGAATTTTAATGAGTACAAAAATTCAAATCTTCGGGATGTTAGTCACTTGCCTATAGCTAAACATCTAACGCATGACATAGCTATACTAAGTGCCATAATGGTTGCATTACCGGTATTCATTCAGGCTCCATGGGTTCGGTTAGCACCCCTGAGTGCTTCATTGTTTACTATGATTCTATTAATTTCAGGAGTAATTATTGAATGCCGGGGACCCGATAATTGGCGTGAGCTAGGCGTTCTTCTTGTTGGTTTTAGTGGAAGTTGGCTGGGTGGATGTTTATTTTGGGGATGGTATCGATTGCATCCAATTTGGCACTTACCCTTAGAGGGATTTGCTTTACCTTTAGCTATTGCTGGTTTAAATAGTCGTTGGCAATTAGCTAGCTTCTTTTACCTAGCTTCACTTGGTGGTACAGCAATTACAGACGCGATCATAAGTATTATTAGTTTAATGGATTTATGGCCAATAGTTTTATCTGCGTCTGCTGCAGAAGCTCCAAACTTGCTTCAAGAAGCGGCCAAAATCACACTACAACCTAGGGTCATACCTGTGATTTTAGTGGCAGCAATTGGGTTAATATACTTATCCCGTATTTTGTGGAGACGAGACTCTCATCCAGGTTGGCCTGTTGCTGCCTCAGCATTGGCAACAACATTAGTGGTAGATAGTCTGTTTTTAATTACTGCACTAGTCAGTCCACAATTAAGTGGGTTGATCTGAAAAGAACTGCAAAAGCCTTGAGTCAACCTGAGGAAGGAAAGCAATCTCACCTGTAGCCTGCAAGTGCCAGCATTATGCTGGCTTGCAAGCGTTCCCGTTATCGACGGAGTTTTGTGATGAAGCGGCTGGTTTCCTGGCTGATGGGCATCGTTGTAATAGCGGGTCTGCTGTTTTCTCTGGTGTTCCCCCCGGCAACCAATGCCGCGGATTTACGCAACATCGCTGATGACAAAATTGCTGAGCGAGCTGGTAAGGTTGATTTAAATAACTCTTCTGTGCGTCGTTTTCAGCAGTTCCCAGGAATGTACCCTACTCTTGCGGGCAAGATTGTCCTAGGAGGTCCTTACAATCAAATTGACGATGTACTAAGTCTTGATCTTACTGAACGTCAAAAAGAACTGTTCAATCAGTATCGTGACAATTTCACAGTTACTCCTCCTGAAATTGCATTAAACGAAGGTTTTGACCGTATCAATGATGGGCAATACCGTTAATAGGGTATGTACGAATATCTCTGAGCAACAATACTACTCAAGATTAACGTACTTCCAGAAAGTTTTATAACTTTCATCTTAACAGGATTGCCAGGATTTCAGTGGAGAGAATACCGTGATTAAGTGCTGGATAGCCGAATTATACGCGAAATGAAAAACACTAGTTTAAGAAAAAACAATTTTACCTGTATATATAACAGATTTTTTGCTGTTTTAAGTAATTCAGTTAAAACAATTTTAACATATGATCAATGATATATACTAGCGAGTCTAAATATAGATACTAATAATTCCTCCTGGAATTAATTATTACGTACAATGTTTATTTACGTGAGTAACATGAAGGAGAAGAGTATAACTAGAATAAATGAAACAATGGTCAACGAGAAAACTCTAGAACTCGTATGCAAATTGACACAAGCCGAAACGTTCATTATTAGCTCTTAAATAGAGATGAAATATTTGTATACTATTTAAATAACGTTGAAAACTATATAGTCATTCAATTCCTCATGGTTTCATATAGCCACTTAGTTCCGCTAGCTGGTTAAGAGATTTAATACCAGATTGAAGTGTCGAAAGACCTAGCTTATTCTTAAAGTCCCATGAGGGGAATCCTGTAATACCTTTTTTTGTACAATTAGAGTATTGATTGTTTTCTCCCTCTATACCACATTCTATAGTTCTAAGCCTATCTGCAGCTTCTCTACCGAAAAGCTCTTTTTGATCATGACAATGAGGACACCAATAAACACTATAAAGGGTGGTATCTGAGTTGCTTAAAAATTCCGCCAATGCTATTTTAGAGGGGGTACTCATTCTAACGATTGCAGGTGAAATACCTATGGGCTGTCGAGAGTAATCAGTACTACTGAAATCAACAGTTATTCCCCAAATCAATCCAACCGTACTAACAAGAAGACTCATTAGAGTGCTGTCAAATATCAGTTGATCGTATTCCTCTTTGGGAGTTCTAATGGCGTTTAGTAATAGAAGTGCAATTGATAGAGTTCCTGAGAGGAGACAGAAAAAACAAAAAACCTGGATCTTAAAGACCAAAAGGCTCATTAACAAAAGACTAAAATTCGCCATTATCAAACTTACAAAAAATGTTCCTCTTCGATTCCATGAATGAATTCGCATATTTCTTGTCTTCGGTAAGACTATAGATATAACCGTACTCAAAAGAATCATAGAGTAAGCCAGTAAACCGAATAGTGACAAAGGTTGACCAAAGACAAAGCCCCAGGCACTCTGTAGCGCTTTTTCACAGCCCTGATTACTACTGTTACAAGTAACACTTGCAATCCATCCCCAATGACCCAGGGTAATGGTAGCCGTATCAACTATTCCAATAGTCGCTAAACTTATAATAATAAGTCTTAAATGGCGATCCAGAAACTTTACAGTAGCCAATTGAAGGTATCCGGTGTATCACCTTAATTATGACACTTTTTGAGCATCAATGATTTAAATAAAACCAACCGTTCACACCGCATACTGTCTAGTAAAGTGAATTCAAAATTATTTACCTATTTATGAAACTACTAGATAAAAGAACAAGTCAGTTAACAATAGCATTTGCCCACCTAGGTTGTGAGAAAAATAGAGTCGACACTGAACATATGCTTGGATTATTGGCTGCAGCTGGTTATCGAATAAGTACAGATGAAAATAAAGCCTCTCTTGTTATAGTAAATACATGCAGTTTCATCCAAAGTGCCAGAGAAGAATCAATACAGACTCTTGTTGAATTAGCTGAACAAGGAAAAGAATTAATTATTGCTGGATGCTTAGCGCAGCATTTCCAAACAGAATTACTTAATTATTTACCTGAAGCCAAAGCAATTATAGGAACTGGCGATTACCAACATATAGTCGGTATTTTGGAAAAAGTAGAGGCTGGTGAAAGAATTAACCAAGTAAGTCAAAATGCAATATTTATAGCCGATGAATATGTACCTCGTTACAGAACCACAATAAATGCAGTAGCATATCTGAAAATATCTGAAGGCTGTGATTATAACTGTGCTTTTTGTATAATTCCTAAGTTGCGTGGTCGTCAAAGATCGCGCTCAATCGAGTCAATAGTAGCCGAAGCTAATAATTTGGCATTACAAGGCGTACAAGAGTTGATTTTGATTAGTCAAATTACAACCAATTATGGCTTAGATCTTTATGGAAAACCTCGACTAACAGAACTTTTACAGGCCTTAGGAGAAGTAAAAATCCCATGGATACGAGTTCATTACGCATACCCGACGGGCTTAACTCCGGCTGTGCTCACAGCCTATAGAGAAACTCCAAATATTCTACCTTACTTAGACTTGCCTTTGCAGCATAGTCACCCACACATGCTCAAAGCAATGAATCGTCCATCACAAGCAACTATTAATGACTCTATATTACTATCCATTCGTAGACACTTACCCGAAGCAGTCCTTCGCACCACTTTTATTACCGGTTTTCCTGGCGAACGACAAGAACACTTTGAACATTTGATTACGTTTGTAGAAAAACACCAATTTGATCATGTGGGTGTATTCACTTTTTCGCCTGAAGATGGAACACCAGCCATTAAATTAGATGATCATATTCCACATGAGATTGCAGAAGCCCGCAAAGAGCAACTCATGAAGGTGCAACAACCAATTTCTGCTGCGCATAACAAAAAACTAATAGGAAATACTATAGACGTCTTAATTGAAAAAGACCAACCGAGTAGTCGGGCTATACTTGGTCGCTGTTACAGGTTTGCTCCAGATGTTGACGGAGAAGTCCATGTAATGACCGAAAGAGACGGCGCATGCATTAAACCCGGTCAGATAGTCCCTGTACGAGTTACAGGAGCTGATACCTATGATCTTCAAGGAGTACTAGTGAATATAGATGACATCGATAAAAACTGAATAATATGCTGGAAAATAGCCATGTGCAAGTCAATCGCCGGGTGTTCCGAATGTTTTTTGGGATAGTTAATCCAATTCAAATTGCATATTGTTTAAACACGTAAAAACTTTGCTATGTTTCATTAATAATGAGTTATTAATTAATTTCTTAAACTTTCTGGAATTTAGATATTAGATACCGAATTGGTTCATAATTTTATTAATTCCACATAATCATGGTGAACTACCCTCAAATAAGTTTGACACCTTTCAGGATTGTGGTCAAAAGAAAGGCTGTAATTAAGCCACTGAAGACTATTCCCAAATAAATTGCTGCGCTCATAACTAGGAGAACATATGATTGCAGCTATTAGAGCAGACAATCACTCAAATTTGGCTCAGATGTTTTAAAGAGATTCGAAATTGATAAGCTTCTATTTAGATACTTACTTGTTTCTCCCATGCATTTCTAATGATTTCGAAAAAGAGTAATTTATGTCCTCCCTTGATAGAAGGTAAGTAGCACGCTACCTCAATTGTTAATCCCGGAATAGTGTCATTAGAATCTTATAGGTTCGGTCACGATATCATTATCCGATTAAATCCCATAAGTTGATAATAAATAGGAAAGCTAATCTCGGCTCTTGCACAAACAATCACTTAAGTTTAATCTTGAGTATACCCTTGATTTGTTATTAATGCCTGTTCAGCTTTCTGAAGTTCGCGCCCCATATACAGTGCATGATCTAGATATGTAATCGGATTTGGTCCCTTTCCTTCCGTTAGTTGAATACCCAACTCTTTAGCTGTACGTGCTCTGTATATTGTTAAGGGACTTCTGGATTCAATACTACAACAGCTCAAGACCTCGCCACTCTCAGGATCAACGGCCAATCCTTGCTCATTTATCATGTTGACATAATGCTCAACAACTAATTCACCACGATCTATATCGATTTTAATTAAGAAATAACCCTTAGGGTCTAAGCAGATAAATCGTTCCGATAATCTTGTATCCAGCTTAATTCGATCAGCATAAGAAAGATTCATAATTTCAGATTATGCTACTCTTCCTTCAGTCTTAATTGTGCACGTAATACCGAGCCTTTAAGTAAAACTCGGTGGGAAAAGCACAAGATGTTTCCTTATAGTTTCCTAACGATCGACAATCCATATTTGGATTAATTAAGATAAAGATCCTATTAAGGATACAGGCTGATGCATGAAAACTAGATTAAATAGGCTAACACTGTCAATGACTTGCAAGAGAAAGCCTTATATAATCCCATCAATAACAAGAAAATGCACTTGTTTCGATCTTTAATCAATCAGGCCGCTATTGAGAATGCGACAGCAGTATAATAACGTTCGAGTCTATTATTTGATTTTGAGTAGCTTCAATTACACATTTAAATTGTAATTATCAGGGAAGACCTCTGCTGCATTGTTAGGGCTTTCCTCTAAACGGATTTTATGAAGGCGAACACCTATTTCAGATATTGGATGTTTTAGTAAATCAGCAATATGTAGAGCGATATTCTCTGCTGTCGGTACACAAGTGGCAAAATAACTAACATCCTTATTGAGAAAACTGTGATCAAAAGCTTCTATGATTATATCTTGAACTATAGCTTGCAGTTTATTTAGGTCACATACCATTCCTGTCCGAGGGTTGATGTCTCCTTTGACCGTAACATTCAGTAAGTAATTATGACCGTGTCCATTAACGCGAGCGCACTTCCCATAAATCTCTTCATTTTCAGTTTGAGAAAGCTCAGGCCGAGCAAGCCGATGTGCTGCAGCAAAGTGTGTACGAATAGATAAAAAGGTTTCCATAGCGTTACCGAGGTAGTCAGCCCAAAGGTTGGGTTGTTCATAGAGACGTAAACTTACCAAAGGAAGATAGGTGATTAAACGTTGCCAAATTGCAATAACAAGAGCTTCCGTAGTTGGTAGTTGACCTTCCGGATTGTCAATATTAAATTCTGGCCAGCATTCGTTGAGGTAACGGAAGTCAAGTTGACTAGTAACTTCAGAAAAAATAGCTTGTTTAACCTGGGACAAATTTAGTACCATCCCATCAGAGTTTAATAAACCCTGCATTCCTACAATTACTTCATAATTATGTCCATGACCGTGTATTAAACTGCAAAGGCCAAATAGCTCCTTATTTTGTTCCTCGGTCAGTTCTGGAAGCCAGTAACGATGGCTAGCACTAAATGTTGCACGTCGAGTAATCACGCATAATCTTCCATAGCCATGACTAGGTAAGACTGCCGACGGTGACTGAATAGATGCAACCTTTGTCATTGCTACAGGCAACACCAATGGCATCCTAGGGAGCCTGAGCTCTCCTTAGAAGGATTTCATGCAAAGTGGTCAGGTTTCCAAACGCTTACAGGGACTCAGTATTTACATGGTGGGTATCATGGGTAGTGGTAAAAGTACTGTAGGAAAGCCATTAGCAAGGCTTTTGAACTATACTTTCATTGATACCGACAAAGTTATAGAAGAAGTTGCCAATTCCAAAATCGCTGAGATTTTTAGGGATCATGGTGAATCATATTTCCGTCAGCTTGAACAAGAGGTACTAAAAGAGGTAAGTCAGCGCCATTCACTTGTTATTGCAACTGGTGGTGGTATCGTGACTAGTATTGAGAATTGGGGCGTTATGCGCCAAGGAATTATCATATGGCTTGACTTATCCACATCAATTATCAAAATGCGGCTTAGGATGGACGCTATTGAGCGTCCATTAATTACAGGGACCAATTTAGAAACAAAGCTGCAGGAGTTAATGAAAAATCGTCGCCCTTTATATGCAGAAGCTGATTTGCATATTCTCCCAGCAAATGATCCCCCAGAAAAAGTTGCTCAGCAAATCATAGAAGCCTTACCGGGGATTATTAAGACTCCATGCTGAATTTGTATTGGAAGAGTGCTCATGAGTACAAAATCAACAACATTATTTTCTTTAATGAAATCAAAGATATAGAGAATTGTAATTTATATCAGCCGCGTGTAATCATGTTAGTTGCATGCCATTGTATCTTTTTACCAGGGGAAAATTCTAATTCAGAAACGGTTTCTAGCAGACTTTGAGCATTAATTTGAGAGGGGCTAAGATTGATAGATTTAGATGATGATGGAAGGAGAGTATCTATCTTATAGATTAGCCAGAGTAAAGTCTCCTCTCCAGTCAAAATTTGTTCTTGAAAATTAGGTTCAAGAACAACATGGTAATCCAATTGTCGGATTAAAGGATTTAACATGAGAATGAAATTAGTAAGAATTTAAGTCGATGATTGAATTAAGATCATTAAAGAATGACTACCATTGTGTCAATGGCGGTACGATACCATGTTCTTCGATCTACTAATGAAGGGTAAACCATCTATCTTTACTGATCGTGTTAACCTACACAGAATAGATAAGGCTACATACTCTGTTCATATCAAGTTAATCCTGGACAGTTTGGAAGGGCAATCATCCTCCTTTTAAATAAAAAATACTGCTTTCTAAATCCAATCTCGATAGGAGAACACATAGTAAGAAAATAAGTTACAAAAATACCTTGACAACTAACACTTGTCGTTGTAAGTATACCAGTATTTCTATCACGAATCATATAGCTTCAACAAAAGATTTGCATAAAGAGGCAAAGTGCTTCTGATCTCTAGATAGCTTTGATTATGAAGGAATTTTTTATCAATGTTATAAGATATCCTCGGTACCTCATAGCTTTTAGCTTAGGTGTGATTAATTCAATTATAGAGCCTCTGGGCGAGCGCGCAAATAATCCCGTAACTGCGGTTGCTCTTATAGGTGCGTTTATTAGCGGTTTAATTAGCCTGGGACTGATTCTACGTGCAATGGTTGATCCGTCTTCTTTAACATAATAATGGCACAAAGTCGACGTATAGAAAGAGTTGCTGCATTAATACGCCGTGAAGCAAGTGAGTTATTACTTAGAAAAATCCGTGATGAAAGAGTACACCAAGGAATTATGAGCATTACAGAAGTGGAAGTAGCCGGAGATTTACAGCATTGCAAAATCTTTGTTAGTGTGTTTGGGACTGAGGAAGAACGTCAACAGACTTTACTAGGACTTCAGTCAGCAGCAGTATTTATCCGCGGAGAACTCGGGAGAAGGCTAAAGTTACGCCGTGCTCCAGAAATTATATTTCGACTTGATAGAGGGATAGAGAAAGGGTCTTCCGTATTAAATTTACTAAATGAAATTGAACAAAAACGAATAAAACAGAAGATTCAGGAAGATAATGACATGCAATTCTCATCATTTACATGAATTGTGATCCTTAATATTGCATCTTGTCAAGAAATTCTCACTATTATGACAAGCTAATGTCAGAACAGATCAAAGCTCTTTAGATTAAGACTGATGATATTATACAGTTAAACATAGGAAATCTTACCTTGAATCAGCCCACCTATACTATTCACGCGATAGGTAGGTAAAAGTCTTACTATTCAGGCCCAGGAGAAAACTTAAATCATGTCATCTCATCTCAGTAGTTTTCAGATAGTCTTAACCAGAGCCGAAAAACAACAGAGCAATGCAATCCGCTTATTTAAAGAGGCAGGGATAACAATATTAGATTTACCAGCATTAGAGATTAATTCACCTAATAATTGGAACCCTATGGATAAGGCCTTGGAATCATTAAATTCTTTTGACTGGTTATTATTATCTAGCACTAACGGTGTAGAAGCACTTGAAAAAAGACTAACCACGGTAGGATATGGTTTAAATACTCTACCACCCAACCTAAAAATAGCATCGATAGGATACAAAACATCTCTCGCACTCGAAAAGTTAGGCTATATGAGCGACTATATTCCACCTGATTTTGTTGCTGATAGTTTAGTTACATATTTCCCAGCTTCAAACATTGATATAAAAATATTGGCTATTCGAGTTCAGAATGGTGGACGTACTTTTCTTGCAGAAGCTTTCAGAGAAGTTGGAGTCAAGTTCATTGAAGTTGCTGGTTACCAATCAAACTGTCCCAAAACATTTCCAAAGAAAACGTTTGAGGCTTTTATAACCCAAGAAGTATCTGCAGTTACTTTTACCAGTAGTAAGATAGTTCAACATACATGCCGATTGTTAGAAAAACTCTTCGGAACATCTTGGCGAGAACAATTAAAATCCACAGCGATAATATCAATCGGCCCTCAAACGACGATTACTTGTCATAAATGGCTTGGACGTGTAGACGCTGAAGCTAATCCTCACAATCTCGAAGGTCTTGTAACCGCATCATTAGAAGTGCTTAACCAGAAATCTACGAAATTTATATGACAAAATGCCATAGCCATGAGGATTAGTTCTTTTGAAGAGTATATTAGTGTTTACTATGGAACCCAACTGAAATTAAAAATATGGGGCTATCATCTTGTTAAAAGTCTAAGCTTTTTTATAGTCACCTTCCACTAGATCTCGAAAACGATCAAGGTTTGATTGTAGTTCCTTTGTTACAATACCATCGAGGATATAGGTATCCATTAACGGTACCAAGACTCCTGGTAATTCATAACGAATAGTTAACTTTACGCCTGTGGTCTGATCATCCTCGGGATAGAAGCGAACTGTACCTTTGGTTGGCAATCCTCCAATTGATTCCCAATGAAGCTGCTGCGCTTCTACTCTTTGTGTAATGCGAGCTTTCCATGTAAAGCGAAAGCCTTGTGCTGACAGAGTCCAATCCGTTAAATTGGGGTCATCCAATGTCTTGACAGACTCAATCCATCTCATCCAACGAGGCATTGCTTCAAAGTCGTTCCAAACCTCCCATACTCTGGTTACTGGCGCATTTATCTTAGTGGTTACAGTGTGTTCTAGCCAACGTCCCATAATGTCAGGCAACTACTTTGGAATTCATAGACTTTTGCTTTATAGCAGCAGCAGCTAGTCGACCGCTAATAGTAGCACCCTCCATAGAGTCAATATAATCCTGACGAGTATAACTACCAGCAAGGAAGAAATTAGAAATTGGAGTTTGTTGTGCAGGTCGAAAAGCTTCCATTCCAGGGGCTTCACGATAAAGAGATTGCGCCAATTTGACAACATTACTCCACTCCAACTTTAACTTCCTAGCAGATGGAAAAAGTTCTCTCACTTGCATATCTGTATGGGATACAATCTCCTCTGTCTTTCTTGATATCCAAGGATCACCGGGGGTTAGAACGCACTGTAATAAAGATCCTTGATTTACCTTTCGATAATCATCTGGGCTTGTTAAAGCAAGATCAGCAAAGCAACTAAAATCTGCGTCGGCCGTATACAACAAGTTATCTAGGCCTGAATGATTTCTCAGATCAAACCGGCGTACATCTGCAGACGAATCGTGCCCAAGCTCAGTAACCCATCCATTATAACGTAACTGTACTGTAGCTACTGATACTGATTCCAATCTATAAATTCGATTGAATTGATCATGATTGCGCCATTCTTTAGGAAGGATGCGTTGAATTCCTGGAACGTCACATGCAAATAGATAGTAATCAGCCCTTACTAGAATTTCACCATTAGGAGTACTTAGACTAATACCGGTCACAATATCTTCATCAATCCCGATTGATTTTTCTTTAGGAATTATTTTAACGGCTTTGTGTCGCAAGTATAGTTTCCCTCCACGATCTTGAATATACTTAAGAATTGGACCGGTTAACCAGCGGTGTGGTGAGCCTTTAAGTAAGTTAAGCTTAGAGGCTTCTGTTTTGGTAGCAAACATTATAAATATGGTTAGCATACACCGGGCTGATATAGCCTCGCAATCGATAAATCCAAGAGCATAGGCTATCGGATTCCACATGCGGCGTATACTTTGCTCGCTACCTCCATGATCTAGGAACCATTGCTGAAAACTAATAACGTCTAAACTACGTATTGTTTTCATTGCGCCTTCATAATCTATCAAACCCTGCACAATAGGACTTGTACCAAGCGCGAGAGCATTATAGACCTTATCAATCCAGTCAAGTTGAGAAGTTGTAAAAAAAGCCTTTAAACCATTAAAAGGGGCACCGATGATAAAACGAAAATCAAGATCATGAAGATTACCTCCTTTATTAACAAAGAGGTGTGTATGAGTTTTAGAAAGCAAATTACTGATTGCTCCCACTTTTTTCATTAATTCGAATAATGTAGAGTAATTATAAAAAAATACGTGTAAGCCCATTTCTATGTGATTACCATTACTATCTTCCCAACTGCCTACTTTGCCACCTATAAATGGACGAGCTTCATAGATGTCCACATCATAACCGCTGTCAACTAAGTCTGTGGCTGCTGATAATCCAGCCAGTCCTGAGCCAACAATGGCGACCCTCACTGTTAACCATGCATTTATTGATTAATCATCATATGAGGTGATCAACTCAGGCGCGGCGCAACTTATTATATTGTCTCTATTTGTTAGCTAGGCATCATAAAATGTGAGTCAGACAGTTTGGTGACCTTATGGCAAATTCTGTAGCTCAGATCCATACAGCTACAAATGGTAAAGGGATCCTAATTACAGATGCAGCAATGAATCAATTAAGCAATCTGTGTACCCAACAATCAACGGACAAAGTCCTACGTGTAGGAGTTCGCTCAGGGGGATGTAGTGGCATGAGTTACACAATGGATTTTGTAGATACTAGTACTATTTGTAGTGACGACGAGAATTACACATATGTACCATCAGATGGGCGTCCATTTAGAGTAATTTGTGATCCGAAAAGCCTATTCTATATTTATGGAATGCAACTAGACTTCTCTACAGCTTTAATCGGAGGTGGTTTTAACTTTACTAACCCCAACGCCACTCAAACCTGTGGGTGCGGAAGCTCATTTGCTGTTTGATTGATTTACAATCAAAAGGATCATGCATCTTGAAAGTCAATTTGCTTTCATGTCCGGATAGATTCAAGAACAATGTTTTTGAATGGGCGGTCACATACCAATACAAGGAACCGTTACCCACTACTCTACTCAATGATATTCAAGGAGAGCGTGTCCGGATTGTATAACATTCAACTGAATGGGCATGTCTTAAATGACTTCAATTATTATAAAATCCAGATCGAATGATCTTCAGTTTCATCATAAATGGGAGCGAGACTAAATCCGCAAGATGATTAAGATAGAATTAACTTATAGCTAACTCTATTTAAAATAAAATCTAAACATGTTAAGAGAATCCTTGATAATAGATAATTGCATAATTCTTTCAGGTTTGCTATCTGAGTTACAAGAATCTTTAAAGGGTAAATTGTTACAAAAATCTAAATGGAAAGCGCTTGATGAAATCAAGATATTCTTTGATCTCTAAAAATTTAAGAAGCAAATAGAATTAAGCCTTAATTTCATATACCTATTACAATTTTTGTAACTTCTTTTTCTTGATATACGGTAAAGGTAATCGCAAAGTTAAATCCCGAAAAGATCTCAAAATATATACTTTTAGTAAAATTGATTCCAGATCGAGAGGCAACTTACTTTGATTAATATATTCAATGATCTTAGATTGCTACAGTTTTAGGTACGATTTACAGCATATTTACAGTTGTTGTTATAAAGAGCAAACATACGAAAACTTCGATTTCCTTGGAAGTGTTGATGGTAATGTCTATAAAATCTTGGAATTTTGTGATTTTGGAAAGTTGGTTCAACCGTCTCAAAGTGGGTCTTGAAAGAATAATGGTAATGAATGTATTTATTCTAATAGTTGGCTCTTTATATTTTCTCATAGCCATTACACTACATTTTCAACATTTCGATTCTCCGCTGAATCTATTTCAGAAATTGTGGGAACCATTATTTGCGCCTTCAATTAATTTATTATTTATCGGTATTGTCGCTAATTTTGGTATCAAAAAATGGCAACGACAATTCAATAACCTGTAAGAAGATAAGAAACACATCCTCAAAATTGGTGATTATTCAATCAGTTTTTTGAGTCTCGTGCATAAGAATATAAAACGCCTAACTTTAATACTCATCAAAAGAATAATAGGACCCTATATATATTTCACTGAACGAAGTTTTTAGGCAAAATACTCTATTCATGGACTATCATAAGGAAAATATTTATGTGGAAATAAGGTGTGTTCAAGAGTGCACTAACAACCTTCGGTAGTTCTAATCTGAATGGGCCAGAATGATCTTTATTGAGTAATTCTCAAATGCAATCTTCTACCAACTTTGAATTACAGGATCTAGTTAAAGTAAATAAACAAGCATATTTAGGTAGTCTAGAGTCTCGCGCTAGTGATCCGTTTCCACCATCATATATTTTTGAAGGTCCAGCTACGGTACTCGCAATAGCTGGAGAATATTGCTTACTACGTTGGCGAGCCATACCAGCCCCTGATGTCTGGCTGTCGACGAAACAGCTTGAATATTACTCTTAAACCTAAACATAACTTTTCGTTCAATATAATTCCTATATCTATTTTGGTGGATATACATGGTCGCTCAACACCTCCAAGTTAAAAATATACATACAAATAAGCCAAGTCAATGACTGGTTAACTGTTCAGATATTATGCCACTGCCAATATAAATCTTGATTTATCACAGATAATAATCTCATCAGTTGGACAAGGTCTTAATTATCTTTAAGATCAGAATAGCTCTCTTATTAGTTCTCGTATGGATAAGATATAGAAGTATGATAGCCATTAAGCATAATTGAGGATAAATAGCGTTCACCAAAACTTGCTAATACCACCACTATAATCTTCCCTTTCATTTCGGGACGTCGACCAATTTGTATAGCTGCTGCGATGGTTGCTCCACTGCTAATACCACTAAGCAATCCTTCTTCATATGACAGTCGACGCCCCATGACCATGGCTTCTCGGTCACTAACAAGAACAATTTCATCTATCAGAGTTTGGTCAAGAACAGGAGGGATAAATCCAGCACCAATACCTTGAATTTCATGATCACCTAACTTTCCACCTGAAATTACGGGACTACTAGCGGGCTCAACAGCTATAATTCTGATATCTGGATTACGAGCTTTTAGGATGCGAGCACACCCCGTCAACGTTCCACCAGTCCCAATGCCACAGACAAAATAATCAATTTGTCCATTTGTATCAGACCAAATTTCTTCAGCTGTCGTGATTGCGTGAATTTCTGGGTTCGATGGGTTTGTGAATTGTTGCAGGATATAACCGCGAGGCAAAATTTCCACAAGTTGGTAGGCTAAATCAATAGCTCCATCTATTCCATCTGCCCGTGGAGTTAATTGTAACTTAGCGCCATAGGCTCTAAACATAGCACGTCTTTCCATACTCATATTATCAGGCATCGTAAGTATTAGTTGATAACCCCGAGACGCTGCGACCATCGCAAGTGCTATACCTGTGTTGCCACTCGTTGGCTCTATTAAAGTAGTTTGACCTGGAATAATAGCACCGCATGATTCTGCTGCTTTAATCATAGAGATGGCGATACGATCTTTGATAGACGCTGTTGGATTAAAATTTTCGGGTTTCGCAAGTATATGGGCGACACATTGCTCCGTTATCGGTAAATAGTTTAACCTAACTAGAGGTGTTCTACCAGTAAGAGCATTAATATCAGACGCAATAGGCATGAAAATTGCTTAACCTTTGAAAGGGTAGAAATTACTAGACTTATTGAAAATAGAGGTGTCTTTTACGTAATTATGATAGAGTTCGGTACAATATTTACTGTGATAAACATCGAACGGAAAGTCTTACCCATAAAATAGTATTACTTCAAGATCAACGGTATATGACACTAACAAAATTCAGTTTCTAAGTCGACTAAATAAATCAAATAAGTATTTGATCTAATGATATTTTTATTGAGTTCTCATGAGATTTTGTAAATATGTAAAACCGTTGGAAATATGGGAATAACGTGCTATGTAGTCACTTCGGTTAAGACTGCACGTAATACTTTTTATAGATAAGATTAAGTTGCGCTTCTCAATAAATCTACTACAAGAAATTCAACCATGATCATTAGATATGTCGTTATCATGATACAATAAGCATAGGTTCACTCGGAAGGTTATTTACTAATAATGAGTATCATTCTTTAGCTATACTAAGGATTGCTTATAATAATAGTTGAAAGCACAATGCCCCTTGGTTCCTAAATTTTAGGTGGAACTAAGGGGCTCTTGTTAGGTCTACTTTGCCGCAGAACCATTTGATTTTAATTTGAGATGCTGATCAATCAGATGGCGTTCTCTGCGGTCAACAAACCCTGTTCGTAATAACTGTGACTCATGTGCACCTCCTCCAGAATAGGAAATTATCAACAAAGAACATGCATACTATATTATAGAGTGAGTTCTTTGTTAATTGGACTTCTTTAATATAACTTGAATTAGTTAAAAAGTCGACTTTCGTATGTAACTTCCAATAAGACAATAGCGAGTACTCTAACTATATTTCATCCAGATACGCATAAGAAAAAAGCACCCTATTAATGAATAGGGTGCTTTTTTCTTATGCGTATCTGGATGAAATATAGTTAGAGCGCGTTTCCACGTGGTAGAACCTCTTCAGGGAAGACGAAGTTTTCGTGTGGTTGGTCTGCTGGTGCCATCCAGGCACGCAGACCCTCGTTCAAGAGAATATTCTTTGTATAGAAAGTCTCAAATTCAGGATCTTCCGCAGCTCTAATCTCTTGGCTTACAAAGTCGTAAGCACGTAGGTTAAGAGCTAAGCCAATGATCCCGATACTGCTAGTCCAGAGACCCATTACTGGAACAAATAGCATGAAAAAGTGTAACCAACGTTTGTTGGAGAACGCAATTCCAAATATTTGACTCCAGAAGCGGTTAGCGGTGACCATGGAGTAAGTCTCTTCTTCCTGAGTAGGTTCAAATGCCTTAAAGGTATTTGCCTGCTCACCATCTTCAAACAGAGTGTTTTCTACAGTGGCACCGTGAATTGCACACAATAGAGCACCACCCAGGATACCTGCAACTCCCATCATGTGGAATGGGTTTAGGGTCCAGTTGTGGAAACCTTGCAGGAACAGTAGAAAACGGAAGATAGCCGCTACACCAAAGCTAGGTGCAAAGAACCAGCTGCTTTGTCCTAGTGGATATATTAAGAATACACTTACAAATACAGCAATTGGTCCCGAAAATGCTATAGCGTTATAGGGACGAAGACCTACCAGTCGAGCAATCTCGAACTGACGTAGCATAAAGCCTATTAGTGCAAAAGCACCATGCAATGCTACAAATGCCCAAAGACCACCTAATTGACACCAGCGAACAAAGTCCCCCTGTGCTTCAGGTCCCCAAAGCAGGAGTAAGCTATGCCCCATGGCATCAGCTGGGGTGCTCACAGCAGCTGTTAAGAAGTTGCAGCCCTCTAAGTAACTAGAAGCTATGCCGTGAGTATACCAAGAGGTGACAAAAGTAGTGCCAGTTAGCCAACCGCCTAGAGCTAAGTAAGCTGTAGGAAATAGCAGTAAGCCAGACCACCCAACAAAAACAAATCGGTCGCGTTTTAGCCAGTCATCAAGGATGTCGAACCATCCTCTCGATGCCGGTGCGCGCCCTACAGCGATCGTCATGAGAAGTTCCTTCACGAACCTTTACACTCTTAACTTAAGCATCAGAGGCTGCCCTGCGGGGCGTAGTCTTATCAGGACCTCGCAAGATGAGCGTAAACACTTAATGATGCAAGTGAATGGGGATTTCGAACGACTAATCTTGAAAGGGTTTTGCCAAGATGAGCCTTACTTCATTTCACGAGAAATATGTACACCATTGAGCTAACGACTCGACTGAACCCTGGGACGATTGTTGTTGAACATAAGGAACCAGGAGAAGCCGAGACTCTCTATAAGCAGATTTGCCAATCTATGGAGACGGGTATTCCTAGAATGATTCATCTTACTTGTGAGAGTAAGCAGAACAAGAAAGTTTGTGTTTTAACAAGTGAGATTTTAGCCGTACAAATTTATAAAGGAGTTGGAAGGTCTGAACAATTACCTGAGGTCCAAATCTCAGAAAGACGTCAAGCCGGCTTCCGTGTATAAATATCTGTAATGTATCATGGTCTTAAGACTAGAACAAGTTAGTTTCAGCTGGCCTTCAGGCCATAATGCATTATGGAAGTGTAACTTAATAGTGCCAAAACCTGGTCTGTGGATGTTATTGGGTAAGAACGGAAGTGGTAAAAGTACACTCTTCCGAGTAGTAAAAGGACTACTCAAGCATCAAAGTGGTTGTATCACTTGTACGAGTAAAACTGCTCTGGTCTTCCAAAACCCTGACCATCAACTACTACTGCCAACTTGTGGGAGTGATTTACGATTACAGATGCCTGCCGGCTTAGTACCCGATACATATCAGTATATTATCGACAGGACACTCTCTATGGTAGGATTAGAGGGATTTGCTGAGAGACCACTCTACAGCCTCAGTGGAGGACAAAAACAGCGGCTGGCTATAGCTGGGGCAATCTTAAGTGAAGCTGGGTTGTTGTTACTTGACGAACCGTCGGCCTTTTTGGATCCGGAAACTCAGAATGATTTACTAGAACTAGTTAGCTCACTATGTAATCGTAACAAATTCCCTCTGACAGCGTTATGGATTACTCATAGATTGGAGGAGTTAGATGCTTGCACAGGTGCTGCGGTGATGGAAAAAGGACAAATTAGTAACTGGATCGAAGGAAATCAATTGCGTATGCAGCTCAACCCCTTGCCGTTTGGACAAGTCAAAGGGTAGATTCAGAGGAGTTCATTCCTCGGTAGCTCAGCGGTAGAGCGATCGACTGTTAATCGATTGGTCGCAGGTTCGAATCCCGCCCGGGGAGTTTAAAAAGAGTCGTAGTTAAAACTACGACTCTTTTTTTTTACTTATGATACCGATTTCAAATATTTCTTGATAGCATGAATACTCCTAAATTAAAGTGAGACGAATTTCTAATAATGCCACTTCCCATGCCAGACGAGCGTCTACATAGGATGTTAACTGAGTACGTAACAATTCCAATTGAGCTTGCTGGTCAATAGAAAAGTGTCGATTCCATAATTGCCATTGCCACCAATTTAGTAGCCAAATTTGCTGAGAATGATCCAGTGTTTCTGATAGATCGCGAGCCAAATTTAATATTTCCAAAGAAGACATTGTTAGTTTTAGTAATCGTTCTGCGATCTTGTTCGGTAAAGACTGCCATTGCCGAATATGGTATATGAAACTCCCTGGAGAACCAGCTGCCAATTCTAGTAACTCTGGAGGATAACTTGTGGCTCGTTCAATTTTTAGATCAACCACTTTATTGAAAGTTTGCCGATCAAGTGATACGAAAGGAACGTGTTGACAACGCGATCGAATAGTAGTCGGAATTTTCGCAGGTGTATCTGTTATTAATATAAATATACTACGCCCTGGATCTTCAAGGGTCTTCAGTAAAGCGTTACTTGCCCCTTCCGACATTAATTCGGAATGTTCAATAACAGCTATCGATAAGGGACCTTCCAACGGTTGTTCCGATAGAAAAGTCAGAGCTTGCTTTATTTGTTGGAGACGTATTTGTATAGAAGTTCTTTGATATACGTTGAGATGACTTAGTTCAGAAACTGAAACTAATTCCCCTTTAATTCGACAAGTTGGTTCTATCCAGACCATATCTGTATAGTTGTGTTCTGTTAATTTGCTACGCAATGACGCATTTCCATCTATTCCTGATAGCAAACCTTCCAAAAATCGAAGTACTCCTATTGTGCGACCAACGCCTTTCGGACCATAGAATAAATAAGCAGGGGCGATTTTCCTATGTATCAAGGAAGATAAGAGTAGTTCTTTAGCCTGAGACTGCCCGAGTAAATCAAGGAAGAGTTTAGAGATGGTGCGTTTAAGTTGCTAGATTTGAAAATACCGTTCCAATGACACCTTTGATAGCAGTACTTACTTCAGTTTTCGAATGTTGAGCTGGGATTTGCGTCCAGAAACGTTCATGGGCAAGTTTCTCAAAACCAACCGCAACCTGCTTAAGAAAAATAATGCCATTATTTTCGATTCGATCAACACTACGATCTTTAATCCGGATAATTGCATCCTCTGGCGATAATGCTAACCATAATGTCAAATCAGGTTGTAATCCAGATGTCACCATCTCTTCTAATTGAGAGATAATTGTTAAAGAAAGTTGACGACCATAACCTTGGTAAGCTATAGTGGATCCGCAAAAACGGTCACTTAAGACCCAATCCCCTCTCTCAAGGGCTGGTAGAATCACTTGCCTTACATGTTGAGCTCGATCAGCCGCATAGAGTAGTAACTCCGTCAATGGTTCGAGGTTATATTCGCCATCAGGGTCAAGCAGGATTCGGCGTAAAACATTGCCAAGAGATGTACCACCAGGCTCACGAGTAACTTCTAATTTCACGCCTCTCGGCATTATGCCTGAGATTGGCAACCACTCATGAAGCTCATTTAATTGAGTAGTTTTTCCGCAGCCATCTATACCTTCAATTACTAAAAATCGTCCTCTCATTCTAGATATTGCAAAACAAGACTGTACTTACTTTGGTGTATCTAGAGTGAGAGCATTAAGTACTACTGTTATTGAACTAAAGGCCATTAAAAGTGCAGCCCAAGGAGGTGAAAGTAAAACTCCATTATAGGGTAGAAGGAATCCTGCGGCTAAAGGTAAAGCAATTAAATTATACCCAAAAGCCCAAATCAAATTCTGACGGACTTTATTCATCGTTCGACGAGAGAAATTCAGAACCAATGGTATATCGATTAATTTATTGCCAAGAATGACTAAGTCCGCGCTATCTTGAGCAATCTGTGTACCAGTTCCAATAGCTATCCCTAAGTCTGCTGCCGCTAAAGCTGGTGCATCATTAATTCCATCACCCACCATCGCAACTGGACCTATATGTTGATGGTGAAGCAGAATATGCTCTAGTTTCTCCTGAGGCAATAATTCCCAACCTAATTCAAAGCTTGTGAAATTTAAATAGCAACCTAAATTTTCTACAGCACGTTGTCCATCTCCACTTAGGATTCCCATCGACATTCCCATATATCTAAGTTTATTTAAGGCTTGTACTGCATCTTGACGCACCTGATCTTCTATTGTTATTAATCCTAAGAGGGATTCATTAAGTGATACGGCAAGTATAGATGCCCCATGATCTCTCAAGCATGATAAGCGATCCATTACATTCGGAGATATTCGGATACCCGTAGAAATTAACCATTCAGGCCGTCCTACTCGACATAATCCTTGATATTGATCCAGGAATCCTTCAACTCCTGACCCAACTTCTATACGGCAATGCGAAGGCACACTCAATGATAACCCCAGTCTTTGTGATTCATGAAGTATTGCATGTGCTATGGGATGCCGACTTTGCTGCTCTAAACTTGCAGCCATAGATAATATCTCTGTAGGTTTGTAAAATACTGCCCCTTTAAGTTCAGAGTTCTCAACTTTATTATCAGGTACTAACTCTACAGAGGAAACCATCGGTTTACCTAATGTTAATGTACCTGTTTTATCAAATACGATATGTTTTATTTGTGCAGCAGTCTCGATTACATCACCTCCACGAAATAACCATCCGCGGCTTGCCGCTAATCCTGCTGCAACTGTAATAACGGTAGGGGTAGCAAGACCTAAAGCACATGGACATGCTACGACTAACACTGCGATAGCCAATTGCAATGCTAGTGCAAAAGGTGTTTCAGCACCTGATCCCAGAGACTTATGAATACCATGAGTATGCACAGAGGGTGCCGAGATCATTACGTAAGGCCAAATATATACTCCTAATCGCAACCAGAAAATGAAAGTAGTAATAGCTAATATGAGAACGGCGATACTGAAACGACCAGCAACACGATCTGCCAAACTTTGAATAGGCGCTTTACGTGCTTGAGCTCGCTCGACTAAACGAACTATGCGAGCTAAATTAGTAGTGCTTCCAGCTTTCTCCACCTCAATTATTAACGTTGCTTCTAGGTTTAAGCTACCTGCGAAAAGCTTAGTTTTCGGTTTAGCTTCTATAGGAAGAGGTTCCCCGGTTAAACTGGATACATCCACTGCAGATGTTCCATTTCTAACTGTTCCATCAACTGGAATTCGATCACCCGCAAGAATTTGAACTTGATCCCCAGCAACAAGACTAATTACTGGTACGGAGCGAGTTGCTCCTGAGTTCAAAATTAAAAGTGCATTTTGCGGTTGAAGCAAAGTCATTTGATTAAGAGCATAACCAGTACGAAACCGAGCTCTTTCTTCTAGAAAATGTCCAAGCAATACAAATCCAAGTAGCATGACAGGTTCGTTGAAAAAACATTGCCATCCCACTTGTGGCCAGATCCAGGCAACCATGCTTGCTATATATGCACTGCTAACTCCAAGACTGACCAAAGTATCCATGCTAGGCCTTTTAACAAGTATGGCCTGAAGTCCACGTACTAATATCTCACGTCCAGGACCTAGTAAAGCAAGAGAAGCTAATGTTGCATGAAACCAAAGGGTACTTAGTAAGGAACCAGGTAATTGATTAGCTAAATGCCCTATTACGGAAAGAATTAGGAGGCTTAATGCCATTATTAATTGGCGCCATTGCTGCCACCAGTTCTTCTGAACTCTAGGTAGTAGATTATCTATGCTTGAGGCCTCATCATATCTAGGACGAGCTGTAAAACCAATTTCTGAGAGGCTTGCTATTATATTTGAACTCTGTATAGAGAGGTCTTGATTGGTTTGAAGTACTTCTGGATCCAATTCTATCCACGCCATTCTATTTAGAAAATTTACGCTAACCTGTCGGACTCCTGGTAATGTTATTAGTCGTTGCTCTACAGTCTGGACGCAACCACCGCATTTCATCCCTTCTATATCTAAAAGAATTGATTTCATAGAAGGATTGGATACAGGAATAGAAGAGTTACTCATAGTTGACCTCAGTATCATCTAAACTTAGATGAATCCAACACTAATCGTCACGGACAATCTTCGCTTAGCTGCGACCAGACAGGCGAAAATGGTTAAACCAAGCCCCTACTCACACCGTGCCCCGTAGTCAACGCAACGACAATTTCATTGACAAAAGCTTTACTGTAATGGCTGATTTAATAGTCAAATTACTGCCGATTGATGCTAAATCGAAAGAAGCTTACGTTTATTATCGCGACGGCCTTTCAGCACAAAATGATGGCGATTATGCTGAAGCCCTAGAAAATTATGAAGAAAGCTTAAGATTAGAAGAGAATGCTATTGATCGAGGAGAAACTCTAAAGAATATGGCAATTATTCACATGAGTAATGGTGACGAACAACAGGCATTAGATACTTATCAAAAAGCACTTGATGAAAATCCTAATCAACCATCTTGTCTCAAAAATATGGGTCTTATTTATGAAAAGTGGGGACGATTAGCAGAAGAAAGAGGGGATAGTGATGCCGCAGACCAGTGGCTTGAAAAAGCTGCCGAGGTTTGGGGTCGTGCAGTACGACAGAATCCAGGAGGCTATTTAGATATCGAAAATTGGCTTAAATCATCTGGGCGTAGTTCTGTTGACGTATATTTTTAGAAAATGGTCTAGCCTTTTTATTTTAATTCGAGTGCTATCATAAGTGCATCGGCGATACTACTTGCTTCCAGTATACTTAATTGTGACTTATCTCTAATGACTTGCTTACTATCAACTTTGGGAACAATAATTGATTTGAAACCTAAACGAGCACACTCTTTTAATCGTAGTTGCAGTTGATTTACAGAGCGTAACTCACCACCCAATCCTAATTCTCCTATGAATGCTGTGCATGGTGGAAGAATAAGATTACGATAGCTTGCTATAATAGCAGCTGCAAGGCCTAAGTCAGCCCCTGGCTCATCAACTTTCAAGCCTCCAGCAACCGCTACGTAACAATCACAGTTTGAGAGCGGAAGTTTCATATGTTTTTCCAATACGGCAAGTATTTGATGTAATCGATTAGTTTTTACGCCTGTCGTTGTGCGACGAGGACTGCCGTAGTTGCGAGAGTTGATTAATGCTTGAACTTCTAAAATTAAAGGCCTGGTTCCTTCATATGTAACAACAGTTGCCACTCCAATCGTGGCTTGGTTACTTCCAAGAAAAAGTTCAAAAGGATTGTGTATTTCTACTAAACCATGATTACGCATCTCAAAGACACTTAATTCATCAGTTGCTCCAAAACGATTTTTCTTAGCTCTGAGTAATCTATAATTGGCAAATCTGTCCCCCTTAAATGTAAGAACAACATCTACAAGGTGTTCCAATGTTTTTGGGCCAGCAAGTGTACCTTCCTTAGTTATATGACCTACTAAGATAAGAGCTGTCCCTTGTCTCTTTGCCAATTGGTGTAAGGCATTGGTACATTCACGTATTTGGGATACAGACCCTGGCCCACCACTTAATTCTGTAGCATAAATTGTCTGAATACTGTCTACTATAGTAACAGTAGGGTTCAACAACTCTATTTCCTGAAGGATAGATTCTAACTCTGTTTCTGATAACAAGTTTAATCCTGTACTTTCCTGATTTTTACAAGAGCTATAAGAATCACTTGCTTTTCTTAAACGACGCCATCGTAGAGTAACTTGCTGAGCAGATTCTTCAGCACTAATGTAGAGTATACGCATTTCATTGCACATAAGCATCGCGGATTGTAATAGGAGTGTCGATTTACCGATACCGGGATCTCCACCGACAAGTACAAGCGACCCGGGAACTAATCCCCCACCTAGAACACGATCAAACTCCTCGTAACCGCTTTTGATACGAGGGAATGTTAGCTCTTCGATTTCTTGGATAAGTTCGGATTTCTTTGCTATCAATTTGCTAGGGTTTCTATTAAAAGCCTGATTGCGATTAGTATTTGAAGAACCTTGCTTTTTTTCTATTAAGCAGTTCCAATTAGAGCATTCTGGACAACGGCCAAAAAATTGGTAGGATTGATCACCGCACTCCGTACAAATGTAAATGCTAGAAGATCGAACCACGGCGATATATGAAGATTAGTGGCGTTTAATGAATTTATAGGCCCTCCAGCCTTTTCAGTGGTCTGATCTGTTGTAACTGCACGCTTATCGCGATGATGGCCCCTGCCCCCGCGAAAGAAACAATCCTTATTGTCGATGATGAGGCTAGTATTCGTAGAATACTAGAAGCTCGATTATCAATGATTGGGTATCAAGTCGTCACTGCTTCTGACGGAGTAGAAGCTCTAGAAGTATTTCATCGCTCCGAACCGGACTTAGTGGTTCTCGACGTTATGATGCCAAGAATTGATGGATATGGAGTTTGCCAGGAGCTTAGGAAGGAATCAGATGTACCAATAGTTATGCTTACAGCTTTAGGTGATGTAGCTGACCGAATAACAGGTCTAGAGTTAGGTGCAGATGACTATTTAATTAAACCTTTTAGCCCTAAAGAGTTAGAGGCACGAATTCGTTGTGTGCTTAGAAGAGTTGAAAAAGATCAGGCAGCAGGTATACCCAACTCTGGTGTAATCCAAGTAGGGGATCTCCGAATTGATACGAACAAAAGGCAAGTCTTCAGAAATGATGAACGAATTCGTCTTACTGGGATGGAGTTCAGTCTTCTTGAACTACTTGTAAGCCGTTCAGGAGAACCATTTAGCCGCGGTGAAATTCTTAAAGAAGTATGGGGTTATACGCCAGAAAGACATGTAGATACTCGCGTAGTGGATGTTCATATTTCACGACTTCGTTCTAAATTAGAAGATGATCCGGCAAACCCCGAATTAATTCTCACTGCTCGTGGTACCGGATACTTATTCCAGCGCATCGTGGAAGCCATTGTCTCAGAAGGAACCTGATTCCCAAATTGGCTACCTTCATAGCGAAAATACTTACCCTGAGTTAATAATAGAATGTGATAGTCGGAGTCTATGTACAGACGAAGCTGTAGGAAAAGATTTGTGGAAGAAGGCGAAGTATCAAAAGCGTCCGAGTTTTAATCTTGTAGGAGAAACAAAGGATGAGCAACGAACTTATGGGAAAAGCGATATAGATCGTATCTGGGTAGCCGTAGACGGGATGGGTGGCGATTATGCACCCGGTACTATCCTGGAGGGCTGTTTACGTGCTGTAGAGTTATTACCTCTTAAAATTCGTTTTGTTGCTGAGCCAGAATTATTCGACTTAGCTGTTCAAGAACTACGTCTAGAGGACAAATTGCAGAGAGCTTTAAGCAATGGACTAATGGAATTAATACCGAGCGGTATATCCATTGCTATGAGGGAGGAACCTACCATGGTTCGACGTAAATGTAGAGCCAGTATAAATATTGCGATGGATCTCGTTAGGATCGGACGTGCTACATCCATGTATTCCGCTGGTAATTCGGGAGCCGTGATGGCTTCTGCTATCTTTAGGTTAGGCCGTCTTGTCGGTATCGATCGACCAGCTATAGGTGCATTATTTCCGACTAAGGACCCTAATCAACAAGTCCTGGTATTAGATGTAGGGGCAAATACTGATTGTAAGCCTAGTTACTTACATCAATTTGCACTATTAGGTAATATCTATTCTCGATATGTATTACAAGTAGAACAACCTCGTATAGGATTAATTAATATTGGTGAGGAAGATTGCAAAGGTAATGAACTTTGCTTGAAAACATACCCTCTATTAATGGCAGAAAACCGATTCAATTTCGTGGGTAACTGTGAGGGCCGTGATGTTTTATCCGGGAACTTTGACGTCGTTATCTGCGATGGATTTACAGGAAATGTAATGTTAAAATTTTTAGAATCGGTTGGTAGCGTTTTGTTGGAGGTATTGAGAGCAGAACTACCTAGAGGACGACGAGGCAAAGTAGGCTCGGCATTTCTACAAAGGAATTTAGTGCGTATAAAAAAACGTTTGGACCATGCCGAGCATGGTGGAGCGTTACTATTGGGTATTAATGGTATTAGTGTCATCGGACATGGAAGTAGTAAGGCACTATCCGTAGTTAGTGCCTTACGTTTGGCTTACTCTGCTGCTCATCATAACGTGATGAGTGATCTAAAAAAACTAAGCACTGCTATAGTAAATTGATAATCATCAAAGATGAAGACACTAACCGAAATTTCTATAGTCCTGACTCTCGAAGAACTAGCTGTGATTGACTGATCTCAGCAGAGGCTGTTTTGGGTGTTTACTGGTCGATTTGGCTATGGTATGGCACTGGTTGGATGCGGCAGTAATTTGCCGACTCAAATTATTAACAATGAAACTCTTGGTCAGAGAGTTAAAACGAGCGATGAATGGATACGCAATCGTACTGGAATTACTTATAGACGAATTGCCGGTTCAGGAGAGACTATTACAACACTTGGTGTCAGTGCGGCAAAAGCGGCACTTGATCATGCTGGTTGGGATCCAACAGATGTTGACTTAATCCTACTAGCAACATCTACGCCAGACGACTTGTTTGGATCTGCTCCAAGACTTCAAGGAGAGTTAGGAGCGCATCAAGCTGCAGCCTTTGATATTACTGCAGCTTGTAGTGGTTTTCTGTTTGCGCTTATCACTGCAGGACAATTTATACAGACTGGCAGCATTCGCCGAGCGCTCATAATCGGGGCGGATCAGTTAAGTCGCTGGGTCAATTGGGATGATCGTCGTACTTGTATTTTGTTTGGTGACGGAGCAGCAGCTATTGCTGTAGAAGCCTGTCCGATAGAGGAAACTGGCTTCTTAGGTTTTAGGATGCGGTCAGATGGTTGCCGTACAGATTGTCTCAATCTTCGGCAGATTACCGAGGCTATTCCTTTAGTACGTGGAATAACCTATCAGAAAGGCGGATTTCAACCAATTGCAATGAATGGTCAAGAGGTATATAAATTTGCTGTTCGTGAAGTACCCGAAATATTGCACGAATTGCTTACATCAACTAATACAGCCAGTAGTTCTATAGACTGGCTATTGTTACACCAGGCAAATCAGCGTATTTTAGAAGCGGTCGCGGATCGCTTTGCTATTCCACAAGATCACATATTAAGTAATTTAGCAAATTATGGAAACACCTCAGCCGCAACTATTCCACTTATGTTAGACGAAGCGGTTAAAGATGGACGTATCCAAAAGGGGAATCTAATTGCGAGTTCAGGTTTTGGCGCAGGTTTGAGTTGGGGAGCAGCGCTATTACGATGGCAAGGTCCCAAGTAAATAAAGTAATTTACGTTTACACTTAGTATTGATTTTTAATCTAAGAAATGAGTATAGCTTGGATTTTTCCAGGACAAGGTTCCCAAAAACTTGGGATGGCAGAAGATATTCTCACTTTTTCCGAATCTAAAGTACGTTTCCAAGAAGCCTCGAATTTATTAGGTAAGGATTTATTAGAAATTTGTTCTAAAAATAATCTGGGTACAGATAATGTTGACACACCACTTAACAATACTGAAAATACACAGCTTGCGTTATTTGTACTAGAGACTCTACTGATAGATATTTTACTATTACAAGGTTCTCAACCTCATATGGTAGCAGGGCATAGTTTAGGGGAATTTAGTGCTCTCTACGCAGCTGGTGTATTTAATATAACAACTGGACTAAATTTAGTTAAATACCGTAGCCAATTAATGGCTTCCGCGAATGGTGGAGGAATGATTGCCATTATTGGATTTGATGAGATGCAGTTAAAGGAATTACTAGCAAAAAGGCAGGATATCGTTATCGCGAATGATAACAGTCCATCTCAAGTAGTATTATCTGGGGAAAAATATGCTATTCAAGACATAAGTAAAGTCATCACATGTAAGAGAGCCATCCCTTTGATGGTTTCTGGCGCTTTTCATTCTCCCTTCATGCATGAAGCAGCTACAACCTTTTCCCAGATATTAGATACAACTATTTTCCATGATGCTCAAATACCAGTACTTAGCAACGTAGACCCAATACCAAGTTGTGATGGATCTCTATTAAAGCAACGCTTGCAAAGACAAATGACAACAGGAGTTCGTTGGCGTGAAACGATGCAGGCATTTGATTATCATGGAATTCATCTTACCATTGAGCTTGGACCAGGGGGTGTACTAGGTAATTTATGTAAACGCAACTTACGAAGTGTCACTAGTGTACAGATTGCTGACTCTAGCGATCTTGGCCTTTGAAAAGAATTTATTGTACACCAACTACGGTACTTATCTTGAGAATACCACAACCAACTCTTATTTATCAGTTAATTAGCTCTTTGTTAGTCTTTCCAGTATATCGAATACTATTCCGTGGGCACACGATAGGTCAATCAAATGTTCCTTCTGAAGGACCTCTTGTAGTTGTATCAAATCATGGTTCTGATCTTGATCCACCGCTCATCGGTCATATTCTTAGTCGACCCATAGCATTTATGGCTAAAGTTGAGTTGTTTACTATACCTCTATTGGGGTCATTAATTCGTGCTTGTGGAGCATATCCAGTCCGGCGAGGTAGTAATGACCGCGAGGCAATTCGTATAGCAAAAGCAAGGTTAACTGACGGTTGGGCTATTGGTATTTTTCCTGATGGAACTCGTCAAGTTAATGGACGAGTAGACAAGGCGCAGCTTGGAGCAGCCTTATTATCCTTTTACACCGGAGCTCCTTTATTACCTGTAGCTATTGTCAATAGTCATAGAGCTATGAGTCGTCATCAAAACTTTCCAAGGTTCCTACCGATTCAAATTTATATAGGAAATCCTATAGCTCCACCGATCTCTAGACATCGCAAGCATCTTGAAGCAACGACTCAGGCTTGTAAAGATCAGATTAATTTATTATTGGATCGAGGACTTAGTCTAGTCAATAGCTCAAACCCTAACTGAATCCTATTGGTATCTCGATACCTTGACTAAGAACTGTATCGTTAAAACCTTCTAAATCAATCTCGTCTAATTTCCAATTCTATAGCGATAATTTACTTAAAGGGCTAGTTAAATAGAGAGGGGTCACACGATGCCATGGTGCTTCACGGGCATTGGACATTGCATCCTGACTCAGTCTTAAGAGTTGGACTACATCCTTCTCGACCTCTATATTTATATTAAAACGAGGTTCGAGTTTTCTTAATTCGCTTAATTGGATTAGTTTAGGATTTTCCAACTCCTGTATACCCATTAGATCAATTGTATAACATCCTGCTACAATCGACTCTTGACTCAATCGGTGTATCAGCCAAAAGGGATGATCAAAGACGAAAGGCTGCAATGTTGTACGAAAACGATATGCTGATAGGAATAAACTATTTACTCCATCCAGCGGACATCCTAATTGCTGTGCAAGTATACGAGCCACTCCCACTGTTAACCGTGTACTAGTAAACCCTCCTGGGCCTATTACCACAGCTAATCGTACTAACTGATTCCAGTTTCTGGCAGGTATAACTGATTCAATGCAAGTGAGCAAGTCATTACTTAATCTTCTTTTAATAGGAAAAGAAGCCACTTTTATACAGTGTTCTTTTTGATCACTGAAGTTAGAACAGGCGACTCCTAAAGTGTCACTTGAACTATGCAAAGCTAGAATAGAGGGCATTATGCATTCATAATTTCGTATAATAATCTAAGCCAATATATATGACTTAAAGTTAATCTTAATATATTTTAAGATTAACTTTAAGTCAATTGATCGGGTAAGATACATTAGTTTAGAACATAAGACACTAGTGATTGGGCATTCATAACGTGACGTTTTCTTTGAAATACTTTCGAAAACTTCATTCCATACATATACGTTTATAATGAAGGTAGCTAAGATCAGTTAATTTATGACATAGTTCGATACTCACAACAGAAAAATCAGACTTGTTTATATTTGATCCTGAAATAATTTCATTTACTAAAAATATGATCATCGAATGAATTTAGAGAAAGTAGTATTACAAGTGTATTCTGTTCTGTTCTGTGTTATATCAAGGCTTTAAAATTTTCTAAACTGCCGCTGTGATTAACTTCTATTTGCGAAAGACAACCTATCGCAGGACTAAAAACCTTCATGGGTTTCAGTGAAACCCTTTGGGGAAGTAACGACTTACCATGAAGCTTAGACCACTCACTTATTTTACTCATGAGTATTCGTCTTTACATAGGTAATTTACCTCAGAGTTACGAAGTTAAACAACTTGATGCGCTCTTTGCTAGCGTGAGCGAAGGTATACGATTTAAGCCTGTCATGGACCGCGAGACTGGTGCTTCTCGTGGTTTTGGTTTTGTCAACGTTGACAATGATAAGATAGCAGATGCATTGATTGAAAAATTAAATGGCCATGATTTCGGTGGCACTAATTTAAGAATCGAGCGATCTGAAAGGAAGGACAACCGAGATAATAATCGCCGAACAAGCGGATCTAATAATTCCAATGTAAATCGTAAAACAACAAACAAAATTATTCATAGTGATGCTCCCTTTGCAGAAGCACCCGATCCCCGATGGGCAGGTGAGTTAGCTAAACTGAAAGAGTTGCTGGCAAGCAATCAGAATAATAGCGTCTAAAGCAAAATATCCCTTGCTCGATACATATCAGCTGATACAAAGAGTATCTTAATCATTTCTTGATAACAAGAGAATTAATGATCAGATTGTCAAAAAATAACTAAATACATGAAGGAACAGGATGAAGAAGGAAATATCTACCCTTGATTGATGCCATCCAAAGAATCTTGTCCCTGTCACAGTTGAGAGCAAATTAAATATTTATTTTCTAAAAAATAGAGTAGTCTACTTTTTAGAAAATAAATATTTAATTTCACAACTCTACCGAACCTGGGCAACTAGATAGGACCAAGGTAGGTCCATTAATTTACCAATCTTTGGAACAAAAGCTCGATTGGTAAAAACATCATAGTTTACATTCTCAATCCCGTTGAGTATACGTCGGTAAAGACGCAATGATGTCCAAACTGGCCAGCGAGCATCGGGGGCTAGCCAACGTACACCCACCTCGGACCGAGCAAACCATTCACGGGCTCGTTGTAGCTGGAAAGCCATTAATTCCCTCCAATTGTCATTTAACAATCCTGCCATCAGATCATCTTCTGTATAATTAAAGCGGGCTAGATCCTCTTGAGGAATGTAAATACGTCCACGATTTCTATCTTCTCCAACATCTCTAAGTATATTGGTTAATTGATTGGCAATACCTAATGCCACAGCTGCTTCTGAAGTATTAGGTGTATGACTCCATGGTGATGAAGTATATGCGGGATCAATCCCCATCACATCTTGCGTCATTAATCCTACTGTTCCCGCAACACGATAGCAGTATAATTCCAAATCGTCAAAACCATGATAGCGATGTTTTTGTAAGTCCATTCTCTGTCCTTCAATCATATCTAAATATGGTTGAAGTTCTTGAGGAAACTTTTCTATAGTGTCTGCCATTACTAAATCTAGACCATCAACTACTACACCATTGAAGAGAGCCCGGATTTTTTGTTCCCAGCGATCCAAACGTGCCGCAAGCTCCTCCACTGATAACTTTTGAGCTTCCGGACTGTCCATTAATTCATCTGTACGACGACACCAGACATAAATGGCCCATATAGCTTGGCGCTTGACTGGTGGCATTAGCAAAGTACCAAGATAAAATGTCTTGGCCCATTGAGCTGTCTCAAGGCGACAGCTCTCATAAGCTGATTCCAGGGTGGGTAATTCCCCTGCTAGCTTTGCTGCCCGGGGAATCTTCGACATCACGTCACTAACATCTCTTCGGATACAATTTGAGCACAAAGTTTGCCACTCAGTACAGCTCCTTCCATTGATGCTAAATAGCGTTGCATTGTATAGTCTCCAGCCAAAAAGAAATTTGTAATTGGAGTCTTTTGATTAGGGCGTAATTGCTGACATCCAGGGATAGTCTTATATACAGATAGAGGTGTCTTAACCACTTTAAACTTGGACAGTTGGGCTTTATTTTCTCCGGCGAAGTGTAGTGGAAATAGTTTCTTCAATTCTTCTAAAGTTGCTTGGATAATATCTTCGTCACTTCTATGAATCCAGTCTTGTGCAGGAGCAAAAACCAATTCCAGCATTGAATGATCAGAATTCTTATAGCTTTCGCAAGTGATACTCATATCTGCATAAACACTCAATAGAGGTGAACGACTGAACAGTAGGTGGTCAATATCGGTTAATTTTCGATCAAACCAAAGATGAAGATTAATAACAGGCACACCTTTAAGATTTGACAAGTTAGAAAAGAATTCTTCCTTTTTCCATGATTTCGGAAGAAGTAACTTAAAAGAATCCACTGGTAAAGCAGAGATATAAGCATCGGCTTCTACATGTTGATCTTGATTTCCTTTAATACCACCTATACGAAATCCAGAAACTGTACCATCTGGCTTAAGATTGATTTCTCGTAAAGGAGCATTAGTATAAACTTCTCCACCTAGAGAGCGAATATGCTGAAGTATTGGTTCACATAATCGCTCTGGTGGTGCACCATCAAGGAAGGCCATTTTGGAACCGTTTTTCTCCTGTAGAAAACGATTTAATGCAGTGAGAACTACAGTAGCAGATATCTCTTCAGGATTGATAAAATTTAAAGCCTTACTCATAGCAAGAAAGACTTCATCATTAACGCGCTCAGGTATATTGTGGATCCGTAACCATTCAGTCCAAGAGTATTGATCGCACTCCTCAACGTATCCCTGACCCCGCAGCATCGCCGGTACCAAACCTAAACCAAAAGAGATCTTTTCTGACCATGAGAGCATAGCATTATTGCCCAGGATTGCTGCTATTCCATGGATAGGAGCAGGTATATCTGGAAAATCAAAACGACTATAAGTTCCCGGTTCTTCCGGCTGGTTAAAAATCATGGAATGTGACTTCCATTGCAGTCTATTCTCAATATCGAGCTCCTTAAATAATTGCAACATATTAGGATAAGCACCGAAAAAGATATGAAGTCCCGTCTCATACCAATCACCATCTTGATCTTTCCAAGCAGCAACTTTGCCGCCTAACACATCACGTGCTTCGTAGACGAATGGTACATGTCCAGCGTCAGCCAAATATTTGGCGCAAGCGAGACCGGCAAGGCCAGCACCAGCAATGGCGACGCGCATGGAAAATCCAAAACCAGAAACAACTTTAAGAGACTCAGAGCTGTCATTGTTTCTTAGAGTCACAGCTAGCACTTACGTAGTGACTGATCATGAGTGACACGATCCTCAAATCTACTACTCGACACATCCGTATCTTTACTGCTCGGGTTGAAAACGAAAATTTGATACCAGACCAAAGTAAACTCACATTAGATATTGACCCTGATAACGAGTTCCTTTGGACTGAAGGAAATATTCAGATAATTCGAGAAAGATTTAAGGAATTGGTCGAGAACCATGCAGGTGCCGATTTAACGGATTACACATTGCGTCGGATTGGTACAGAATTAGAAGGTACTATCTTCTTATTGCTACAAAAAGGTATTCTTAGCTACAATCCCGATGCAAGAGTATTAAATTATTCGATGGGTGTACCTCGCACGGCTGAACTTCCATGAGCTATTCGCGTAATAATAGAGATTCACGTTATAATAAAGATAGTCAAAGGAATAGTAGGTTAAACAATGATTTTATTGATCAAATTGATTACGATCAAAAACGTTTTGAAAGAAACGTCCAGGAACGAAAGAATCCAGGTAATAGGAGCATATCTCCATTCCAATTCAATATTGGGACTGCAGCTATTCTTGCCGGAGTTCTGATCATAGGAATCGGAATTGGTACAGGAATCTCGAGTACAAGTCAAGGAAATCAGGGAAATATTGCAAGTAGTCAACAGCTAGATATGGCTGTAGCAGACCCTGAATTTTGTAAGCAGTGGGGGGCAAGTGCTTTTGTGATGGATTTGCAAACATATACGACTATGAATCCTTCGACTAGTTTCGTAAGCCAACCACGATTACAACCTGGATGTGTAATTCGACGAGAAAATTGGTCAGTACTCCAAAAAGAGGGTGTTATAAATGCTGACCAGATGCGAGAATGTAAACAGCGCATGAATACATTTGCTTATATTGGGTCTGTGCGTGATAAACCTGAGGTTAGATGCGTGTATCAAACTGATCTTTTTGATAACAAGTTTCAAAATAAAGGGATTACAGGTGATAATATCAGCATGACTTCAGAATCTAATAAATTTTAACAAGAATACTTTAGGCAATTATCACAGCGTAAGATTGAGATTATTACCATTGACTTATAATTGATGATTGTCTAATCGGACTATCCGGGCTCGCAAATACCGGAAGTATTTCTTTGCGAAAAGCATCAGCAGCACGAGAACAATATCTAGCGGGATGAATAATTAATTTTAACTGTCTATGTACCTGAAGGTCCACTAGGATTGGCCTATATACTGTAGCAGCAGCTAACTCTCGCTCTATTGATACCACTGGGATGAAAGCTGCTCCGAGACCAGCTTGAACCGCATTTTTAATCGCTTCAAAAGAGTTAAGTTCCATCTCAATCTTTAGACGCTGTACATCGAGTCCAGAGCGAGCTAATAGTTGATCAACCATTTTGCGCGTGGTTGATTGAGCGTCTAGAGAAACAAATCCAAGTCGGTATAAATCATCTTTAGTAAGCTCAACCAAGCGAGATAGAGGATGATTAGTTGGTAATACCAGGGCCAATTCATCGCTAGCGTACGGAATTACTTGTAAAAGATCGTTGAGCTCTGTTGGAAGTTCGCCACCGATTATAGCTAAATCGATTTGGCCATTGGCAACGCTCCAGCCAGTGCGTCGAGTGCTATGGACTTGTAATTGGACAGCAACATCCGGGTATTTTTGTCGAAAGAGACCAATCATTCGCGGCATAAGGTAGGTACCTGTCGTTTGCGAAGCGCCTACAACGAGGGAACCACCCTTAAGATTGTGTAAATCATCTAGCGCTCGACATGCTTCTTGGCATTGGCTTAGTATCCTGTCACAATAACTTAGTAGCAAGTGTCCAGCTTCCGTAAGCTGTGCTTTACGTCCCCCCCGATCAAACAGGGATATTTCCAGTTGTTTCTCCAGATTTTGAATCTGAAGGCTTACTGCTGGTTGAGTCACATAAAGGCTGTCGGCAGCCTTTTTAAAACTACCCTCGGAAGCAATTGCACGCAAGATGCGGAGTTGATCGAGGGTGAAAGGCAGATCAGCCATGGAGCGGCCTCAAGGTCTGACGCCGGCTTGGGTGCCAAACTCTAGGCCGAAAGCATGGCTTGGCAGAATCTCAGTCTGCTTAGGATTGTGCTTTTGGACCTTTTTCTTTCCATTGACATTCATCGTAGTACAGTTAACATGCTAGTGCTACTGTTGATCTTCGCAACAATTCATAGTGGTGGGGCTGCTCTCCGAAGCAAAGCTGAGGTGAGGATCGGACCAAGAATGTGGCGACTACTCTTTGCTACTTTAAGTGTTTCTTCAGCGAGTATAGTGATTGGATATTTTCTGCCTCATTATCATGATGGTGTTTGTTTGTGGAATCTCCAAGAATCACCAATCTCAATCGTGATTGCTTGGATTGTAACAGCTATTAGCTTCGTTTTTCTTTATCCTGCTACATATAATCTTTTGGAAATCCCTGCAATCTTAATGCCTAGAATACGATTGTATGGAAATGGTATTATTCGTGTAACTCGCCACCCACAAGCAATAGGACAAATCTTATGGTGTTTAGCACACATGATTTGGATAGGGAGTAGTTTCATGCTGTTCACTTGTATAGCTTTAGTTGGATATCATATATTTGCAACTTGGCATGGGGATAGACGTTTAATGAGAGACTTCGGTAACGCTTTCGCAATTCTTAAAGCGAATACCTCTATAATTCCATTTCTTGCAGTGTTTGAAGGGCGTCAGCAGTTCGTATTTGAAGAGTTCCTACGACCAGCTCAGCTGGGTATTATTACGACGATTGGGCTTTTTTGGTGGAGTCATCGTTTTATTAGTACGGGCTCTATTGCATTTTTAGGCAGCCGATTTGAAGGTTTATTGACCTGGCCTGTCTACAGTTCGACCACAAGCACATTTGCAGGATGATGTCAGCGACTGAATTTGTCTGGTTGATCCCAGTTATCCCACTACTGGGTGCATGTCTTGTAGGATTAGCTTTAATTACTTTCAACGACATTGTTAACCAATTACGTAAACCAGTAGCTTTATTTTTAATTAGCTGCGTTGGTATGGGAGCAATATTGAGTTTCATGATACTCGCAGAACAGCTAGGAGGACAATCGACTCACGAAGTATTATTTACTTGGGCTAGTGCTGGAAATTTTAATCTGGAAATGGGGTACCGAGTAGACACACTAGGTGCAGTAATGCTCTCGTTAGTGACGACCATTGCTCTCCTGGTAATGATTTACTCTGACGGTTATATGGCTCATGACAAAAGTTATGTACGTTTCTTCACATATTTAGCCCTCTTTAGTAGTTCAATGCTTGGATTAGTATTGAGCCCCAATTTACTCGAAATATATGTATTCTGGGAGTTGGTCGGTATGTGTTCCTATTTACTCGTAGGCTTTTGGTATGATAGAAACGAAGCTGCAAATGCTGCTCAGAAAGCTTTCATAGTAAACCGGGTAGGAGATTTCGGGTTGTTATTGGGAATCCTCGGTTTATTTTGGGCAACCGGGAGTTTTGATTTCCAGATTGTAGGTACTGAAATGGCAAGGAATATAGTTAGTGGCACTATACCGTCATGGGTTGCCTTAATTCTCTGCTTATTAGTATTTATGGGTCCAATGGCCAAGTCAGCTCAGTTTCCGCTACATGTCTGGCTTCCAGATGCAATGGAAGGTCCGACCCCTATTTCTGCTTTGATACATGCGGCTACGATGGTCGCTGCAGGTGTATTTTTAGTAGCTCGACTTGAACCACTATATTCGCAGTTCCCTACAGTGCAAACCATTATATCTATTATTGGTTCAATTACTTGTTTTATGGGCGCCTCAATTGCGCTGGTTCAAATGGATCTTAAGAAAGGCCTGGCTTATAGCACAATATCTCAGCTAGGATATATGATATTGGCAATGGGGTGCGGAGCTCCCCTCGCGGGTATGTTCCATCTCGTAACCCATGCTTTTTTTAAAGCAATGCTCTTTTTGGGTTCCGGGTCTGTAATTCATGCGATGGAGGAAGTCGTTGGCCATGAGCCTATCCTGGCGCAGGATATGCGATTAATGGGAGGGTTACGGAGAAAAATGCCTGTCACAGCTACCACTTTTCTGATTGGGTGCATCGCAATTAGTGGAATTCCACCTCTTGCTGGCTTCTGGAGCAAGGACGAAATACTCGGAGAAGCATTTAATAAATACCCCTTCCTATGGGGTATCGGTTTGTTAACCGCAGGGATGACAGCATTCTATATGTTTAGATTATACCTATTAACTTTTGAAGGAGAATTTCGAGGTAATAACGTTGAATTAAGAAAAAAACTATTAGAAAGAGTAGGGAAATCTATTGACGATGTAGAAATTCACGAAAACGCCAGTATACATGAATCTCCATGGCAAATGACATTACCTCTTGCAATATTAGCAGTCCCATCAATTTTCATTGGTCTCCTTGGTATTCCATGGAATAATCAATTCGGATTCTTAATATATCCGCAAGTAGCTCTTGAAGAGGTAAATCATTTCTCATGGACCGAATTCCTAGGGCTGGCTACTACCTCAGTAATTGTATCTGGATGCGGTATTACAATAGCTGTATTATCCTACTATCTAAATCGCATCAATATAAGTAATATTGCCATGCGTTTCTATGCTATTAATGATTTTCTTTCAAACAAATGGTATCTAGACATTATTAATGAGCGAATCTTTGTAAATGGGGTTCGTAATTTAGCAGCAAAAGTCCTCAAATTAGATGAAGAAGTAGTTGATGAAGTGGTAAAGGGAACAGGCTCAATTACTATGGAAAGCGGAGAGAAATTAAAGTATTTCGAGACAGGACGTCCCCAATTTTATGCGCTAATTATTTTTGGAGGAGTCATAGGTCTAGTTATATTCTTAAACAGCTTTTAATTCAAAACCTTTTTATTAAATCCTTCCTAGTCCTTATGCATTCTCTGCAATACCTGTATAAAACTGATCAAAGAGGCATTATTGCCTTCATACTGTATTGAACCACAAATAATCCTATTTCTTTCATGGACTCACTTCTTACTTCTTATTCATATGTGCCCTGGCTAACAATATCTATTGTTATGCCAGCAATTGGAGCATTCTTAATTCCAATTATTTTCTCTAGAAAAAGTCCGAGAGAGCACCCCAGAGACCTAATAGAAGGCGATGATGGGTATGCTTTAGAGCAGTTACGATGGTATAGCCTATTTTTTACTTCTATCAGCTTTTGCTCTACCGTTATGGGTTATATTACCCAATATGATCCAACAGTAAGTGGATTACAATTGATTGAAAAATGGGAATGGATACCAATATTGCATCTTAACTGGTCCCTAGGAGCTGATGGGCTATCGATGCCTCTAATTCTCCTGACTAGTTTTGTTACAAACCTGGCAGTTTTGGCCTCATGGACAGTGCTTTATAAACCTCGCCTATTCTTCTTCTTAATGTTGGTAATGAATGCAGGGCAGATAGCTGTCTTTGCAGCACAAAACATGATACTATTCTTCTTAACGTGGGAGCTAGAGTTAGTACCTGTATATTTATTGCTTGCGATTTGGGGCGGTAAGAAACGTCAGTATGCAGCAACAAAATTTATTCTCTACACAGCAATTAGCTCGATATTTATTTTGATTGTAGCCCTAACTATGGCATCTCAAAATGGAAACATACCGAGCTATGAATATACGGATCTTGCTGGAGCACTGTTAGATAAAAAATCACAAATAATTTGTTATGCAGCACTTCTGATTGCATTTGGGGTCAAGCTACCTATTGTTCCATTGCATACATGGTTACCTGATGCACACGGAGAAGCGACGGCACCTGTTCATATGTTGCTTGCAGGGATTTTGCTCAAAATGGGAGGATATGCCTTGCTACGTTTTAATGCCCAGCTATTACCAGATGCACATGCAGAGTTTGCTCCTTTGTTAGTTCTTCTGGGCGCAATAAATATAGTTTATGCTGCTCTTACATCTTTTGCCGAAAAAAGCCTCAAGCGAAAAATTGCCTATAGTTCTATTAGTCATATGGGGTTTGTTTTAATTGGGCTTGGCAGCCTGAGTGACTTAAGTACTAGTGGCGCCATGCTTCAGATGATTAGCCATGGTCTAATTGGTGCCAGCCTATTTTTTCTTGTAGGTGCTATATACGATCGCACAGATACTCTCCTGCTTGCTGATATGGGCGGGATTGGTCAACGTATGAAACGTTTATTTGCTTTGTGGACGATCTGTTGCTTGGCTTCGCTTGCATTACCGGGTATGAGTGGTTTCGTCGCTGAAGTAATGGTCCTCGCTGGATTTACAACTAGCGAAGTGTATACCCTTAGTTTTCGTGTGGTGATTGCAATAGTCGCAGCGTTGGGAGTTATTATTACGCCAGTGTATCTTTTAGCGATCATTAGACAACTTTTCTTCGGTAAAGATGCAAATCAGAATAATTCTTTAAGCTTATCCCCAGAAAATGTTTCAGTAGATGCTGAACCACGAGAGATCTATATTATCAGTTGCTTGATAATTCCAGTGATTATAATTGGGCTATATCCTCGTATTATGACAGACTCGTATAAATCATCTATCGAAGCTTTGGTTAGTCGGGATATTGCAGCAGCAAGTAAAACAATCAGGTATCCTGCTGCCAGGTTAATTAGCCAAGTCCCCCTACAACAAGCACCAAATCTCAGAGATTTTTCTTGATCAAAAATTCACAAGAAGAAAATTCACTATAGTTAGGTAGTAAATTCAGGGCAGAAAGAAACCTATTGCCAGTTCATAATAAACTTTCAGTATTAAAGTCATTAATTTTAGAATAGTACTGACTTTTACTTTTCTGTACAAACTCATAATACCTACAATGGGTAATATATAATCTTGAATATGAGTACCTTAGATCCTTCTAACATTCAAAACATTCTATCAGTTAGCATACTATCTTTTGGCAGGAGTTTTGATCACTGTGAACCACTTGATACCCCTTATAAGGGTGAGTTCTTAAGCATCAAAGATGATAAACTTCTTTGACACTTTTGCCCATTCCGCTACACCGGTAACAACTTCCAACCTGACTGACACCTCACGATTTTACCGATATCATTATTCATGATCCATACTTAATATTTAGTAGTGCAACATTAAACTGTAAATTTACTTTAGTACAAAATTCATGTTGCAATAATGTACAGATATACAAAAAGATCATTTTATATTCTAATCCGAATAAGAACCCAAGGCTCTTGCGTAAGGTGTTTCGCTGATTAAAAGAAAGGTAGTACCAATGAAGGCAATGATCCTTGCGGCTGGAAAAGGGACGAGGGTACGACCCATTACACATACAATTCCTAAGCCAATGATTCCAATACTACAAAAGCCAGTAATGGAATTTCTCTTGGAACTGCTAAGAGAACATAATTTCACGGAAGTTATGGTAAATGTATCTCATCTTGCAGAAGAAATTGAGAATTATTTTCGAGATGGTCAAAGGTTTGGTGTAGAAATTGCTTATAGTTTCGAAGGCCGCATTGAAGATGGTGAACTTATAGGTGATGCGGTTGGATCAGCGGGTGGACTCAAGAAAATCCAAACTTTTCAACCTTTCTTTGACGACACTTTCGTTGTTCTTTGTGGTGATGCCTTAATAGATTTAGATTTGACAGAAGCTGTAAAAAGGCATAAAGATAAAGGCTCACTCGCGAGCTTAATTACTAAACGAGTTGAAAAGGATCAAGTTAGTAGTTACGGTGTCGTAGTCACTGATCAAGATGATCGGGTCTTAGAGTTTCAGGAGAAACCAACTTTAGACAAAGCACTAAGTAATACCATTAATACTGGTATATATGTTTTTGAACCGGAAGTCCTTGACTTTATCCCTCCTAATTTACCATTTGACATTGGATCGGATTTATTTCCTATTCTGGTTGCGGCTAAAACAGCATTTTACGCTTTACCAATGGAGTTTGAATGGGTGGATATCGGTAAAGTGCCTGATTACTGGCAAGTGATTCGTAGCGTTTTGCAAGGACAAGTGCGACAAGTCCAGATTCCAGGGAAGGAAGTTTGTCCAGGGGTCTATGCTGGATTAAATGTAGCTGCCAATTGGGATGCAATAAACATTCAAGGTCCAGTCTATGTGGGTGGGATGACGAAAATAGAGGATGGTGCCACTATAATTGGCCCTTCAATGATTGGTCCAAGCTGTTATATTTGTAAGGACGCCATCATTGATAATTCCATTATATTTGATTATTCACGAATTGGTACAGGTGTTCACTTATTAGAAAAGCTGGTATTTGGTCGCTATTGCTTAGATCGCAAAGGAAATCATTTTGATCTGAGAGAAGCAGACCTTGACTGGTTAATTACTGACTCCCGGCGTCAGGATATAATAGAGTCTTCTCTTCAGAATAATAGCATAGCGAGAATTTTGGGAACAGAACTTCACAAATAAGGTATACTTCTATCTAGGTAAATGAAGTAAGATGGAATAAGGAAGAACTTTTATTCTATTTTGATGGCCAACTTTATGATTCCTCATGCAAACCTCTCAGAACGGGAAATTGAACTAATTGAATTATTATCAATGGGTCTGACTAATCAAGAAATTGCTATAAGCCTAATGATTAGTAAAAGAACTGTTGATAATCATTTGTGCAATATCTTTACTAAAACGGGTGTGAAAAATAGAGTAACTTTATTGAACTGGGCAATGGATAATGGAAAGATATGTCGTAATGGCTTTAATTGTTGTTTACTACCTTGTGATTCAATAAAAATATAATGAATATGTTTCAGATATGGTATGATACTAATACGCTGTCGTGAGAGCATAATAGCAGAATAGAATAAACTTAGTGATTTGTGCTGAATGGCAGCTGAACTTTCATGTTCGAAATATACTTTAGATGTGATGTGTCACTACTTCATATTTATCGTACTTTGGCTGTAAATATGATTCAACCACCTTTGAGAAACCTGGCTAGCTATTGTCTTTTGATGAATCAATATTAACTTATCAGTTCATAGTAGCGCCTGGTCCTACCATCGTAGTAGGTTAAAGCGCTCCATATCTACAGTCTGTCTATTCCGATATAAGGATAGCAATATGGCTAAACCCACTGCTGCTTCCGCTGCCGCTACTGTAATAACGAATACTGTAAAGACCTGTCCTCGAATGAGCTCGCCATCCAGATAGTTAGAAAAAGCCATTAGGTTTATATTAACAGCATTAAGCATTAACTCAATGCTCATTAATACCCTTACAGCATTGCGACTATTAATTAGTCCCCAAGCTCCTATACAAAAAAGTGTTGCTGACAAAATAAGGTAGGCTTGAAGAGGGATTGTCATTGGCAGTGGTTCAGTGCTCATTATTATAAAAAATAAATCAGGAAGGGGTGTTTTCTGGTAGTAAAGAAATGTTAGCGTTTTCAAGCAATCTTTGTCCTGTGGACTCAGACGTAATTGTTTCTGTATAAAGTCCCTCTCTGCGGGCTAATACTATAGCGCCAACCATGGCAATCAATAACAATACTGAAGCTAGTTCGAAAGGTAGCAAATAGTCACTGAACAAGTGTTCTCCTATACGAGTTGTCGCCTCTTCACCAAGTGGAATCGGGCCAAGCGCAGCCCAAGGTGTGACAAGTGCTGCACGGACTAGAAGACCTAACAATCCAACACAAATGACACCTGACAATAATCGTCTTATTAGGAGACCAGGAACTCTGTCAAGCTCTTCGTCTCTATTTACCAACATAATTGCAAACAGAATTAGTACATTTACGGCCCCTACATAAATCAAAATCTGTGCTGCGGCAACAAAGCTAGCATTTAGCAATAAATAGAAACCCGCAACTGATAGGAAAACTCCTCCCAAAAGAAAAGCAGCATAGACAATATTAGGTAACAGTACGACCCCTAATCCTCCTAGTATGATTATACTAGAAAGGATAAAGAAACAGATGAGTTGAGTAGCGTTAGAGATAGTCATGATAGCATTGTCGGATTAAGTACCTGTTTTGGTTGTGGACCATAGGCCGGCTGATTTACAGGCACATTATGGGGATCTAGCTCTCCCTTCGGTAATTCAGCGAGTTCTCTTAAAGGCCTAATTGAAGGATCTGTACTAACCGTAGTAGGAAGACGTCCAAGAGCTACACTATCGTAATTTAGGTTATGCCGATCGAAAGATGTGAGTTCGTACTCTTCTGTCATAGACAGACACTGCGTAGGGCAATATTCAACACAATTGGCGCAAAAAATACAAACTCCAAAATCGATAGAATAATTACGAAGCACTTTGGCTATCTTCTTACTAGGACCAGGTTCATAGTCCACGATTGGTAAATTAATTGGGCAAACTTTGACACAGACCTCACACGCTATACACTTATCAATCTCGTAATGGATTCGCCCACGATATCGAGGGGAAGGAATTAACTTTTCATAAGGATATTGAACGGTAACAGGTCGTCGTTGAAAGTGGTCAAACGTGACAGCTAAGCCTTGCGCTATGTTACGCGCAGCGTCGACTGTATCGCGAGTGTAGTCACCAACTTGCCTAAGAAAACCAAGCATGAGCAGGTCACGTGAGAATGAAGTTAAGTTTGTTGAATGATGAAGAGACATTTACACTAGTTTCTCTTCATAGTTTAAGTTTTAGGAGTTATCCTCCAAACGCTATGGGAAATGATAATTTCAGAGCAGCAGTAAATATAAGATTAACTAAGGATAGAGGGAGTAAAAACTTCCACCCCAAGTTAAGTAACTGATCAATGCGAACACGGGGTGTTGTCCAGCGAAGCAAAATAGCAATAAATACCAGTAAATATGCTTTTAAAATAGTCATCATTATTCCAATGGACGCAGTAACTACTTGTACTAATGGTGCATTGGTATTGAGCCCAAGTACTGATATTAAAGACTCGATCGGAAACGGGCATCCCCATCCACCCAAGTACAATACAGTGACCAAGACAGCCGAAAGCACAAGGTTAATATAGCTACCAAGATAGAATAGGGCAAATTTCATTCCAGAGTATTCCGTCTGATACCCTGCGACTAGTTCCTCTTCCGCTTCTGGTAAATCAAAAGGTAACCTTTCGCACTCAGCTAGCGCGGAAATCCAGAAAATTAAAAATCCAACTGGCTGTCTCCAAATGTTCCAGCTTAGGATACCAGCGCTAGACTGTTGATTGACAATATCAACGGTACTCAAGGAATTACTCATAATTACTATCGCGAGGACAGCTAATGCTAATGGAATCTCATAGCTAATGGATTGAGCTGCTGCACGAAGACCCCCCAGGAGAGAATATTTATTATTACTAGCATATCCACTCATAAGCAACCCTATCGGTTGAATACTGCTGAGGGATATCCAAAGAAAAATACCTATTCCAACATTGCTAATTAGTAAGTGTTGCCCAAAGGGAACAACAAGCCATGAAAGAATTACAGGAAAAAGTACTAAGATGGGGCCAAGAGTAAACAATGTATTATCAGCCTTAGCGGGGATTATATCTTCCTTGAATAATAACTTAAGGCCATCCGCCAAAGGCTGAAGAATACCTAATGCACCTGCATATTCAGGCCCTATGCGCTGCTGAACTGCAGCTGAGATTTTACGTTCAAGCCAGACCGTAACCAGTACACCTACCACTGCCGTTACCAGTACTGACAACATTGGAAGTGGGAGCCAGAGAAGATGTGCTATACCAGGACTGAATCCTAGACCTTCAAGTGCTCCGGTGAAGGCAACCTCTAGATCTAGACCTGGGCTCACCACCGAATTAATCAGCATGAAAAAGGAACCGATAGGAACAATTTAGAGGCCCGAGGTCGTGATGCGGTCCGCCAAAGAATGTCATTTACGGTCAGCAACACTGCAGGCTGATACTATCTGAAGAGAGAGCATGTGCTCAATCGCTTATATTAAGGATGTCACAGTTGCTTATTGATCGGAAAACGATAGTATCAGTATTTATGGTAAATGTCCGTAAGGTACCAGATCTTGATTCATTGAATAGCTAGAATGATCTCCTGAAAATGATTGCTTGGGGATCTAAATTGAAAGATATTAATTCAGTGAAACGATATAGATGCTTTGATACTAACGTTATTATTGCTTATTTGACTAGGAGAAACATTGACGGCAATTCCCTGAACTCGGGATGTCAGTTGCCGATTGGACAATTTTTCTAACCAGGACCATGCTTTCCATTTTCCTATGAGAGTTTGGGCTGGTTCTGCCGCAAGTACCAATCCATAGCTAGAATCCTTTGCGTTTAGAGACTCCAACTGGGTCAGAATTGATACCCCTCCTCTCGGATTTTGCTTTCTATCTCGAAGTACTTCAAGATTTTGTGCCCACCAAGCAAAATTATCTGATTCCTGCCTTGCTCCGATTAAAGCTGCTTCCAATGGCTGATCATTTAATTTAGAGGACCTTTTATTCGCTTTTAAATGAGTCCATATTTTTGTGGGGAAATTATCGACGAGCAATGGCGCTTCTACTAAATCTTGTTTTTTAAAGTTATCGGTTAAGCTGGATGGGTCTGGATCCTTAGGACTAGTCCCTATTAACCACCCTTTAGGTGTCTCTACCCATATAAAGGGTTCAAACGTTGCTTTAACTACTGATGAGAAAAAAGACCCTCTATATTTTACTATAGTGTCTTTGAAATTATTGACAAGAGTAACAAGCCAAGGATAATTGTCTATTATCTCTGTATTTTCTAATAGATTAGGCCCATTACTAAAACCTAGTATTTGGATATCTCCTCCCAGATCTTGGAAGAAGGTACTTCGGCCAGTACTACTGAATGTAGGTAATCCTTCATTGAAGTGGAAAAGACTATTAATTACTAATGTGCTATTAGTAGGTTCTAAAGTAGCGACTACTTCAGGAAACTCACTATTATCAGATATTCGGGATACATTTAATTCACTACCAACAGCGTCTGGGTGTAGTATTAATAAGGCTACTCCATTTCTCATTTCATCGATAGACCCCAAAATATTTGGATCATCAGCTTGGTTAAGTTCATCAATTTCAGATACATCCAAGGCCTCTTCCAGAATGCTTGGGCTAGAAGCAATTAACAATAATGTATTGTCGATAAGTGCAGTTGCAAATAGCTTATTTTTTTGACCATGCAAGGAGCCTTGACCATTGATTACTCCTATTCCTCTGTAATTGTTTATTGTTATAGAGGAATTACTTACTCGCCTAGTTTCCCAAAAACGTTGTAAGAAACGGCGGCTAGCTTCAAAGTCACGACTACTCAGTGCGAGCAACCAGCCACCCTCATCATTACCATCAGAAGATGGCAATAACGCGAAACTGATTTCATTACCGACCCAATTTTTTAGCTCATGTGAATAATCTAAACCAGCCAATAGAAAAATCTCATCACGAATAGTTGTAATGGTCTCTTCTACCCGATTCCTTTGACCTGGGAGTGCGACAGCACGTGCATAATGTACGGGCCATTCAGGTGTTGTTAGGAAATGGAAGCTCATAAGCGCAGTTCGTGGTATAAAACGAGCTGCTGCAGGAATATGTAATTGTTGTCCCTGTAGACGTAAAACGCTACTTTGCAAGATCATCCACCAACCACCCAATCCCAAACTCAGTAAGATGAGAGCTGTTGCTAGAATAGCCAGCAAAAATGCGCGGGCTTTCATGCACTGAAGATAGAAATGTTTTCAATCTTTAAGCATGAAGGCAAGGTTGGACACCTGAAATGGATTAAACACAAGTATTTATCTTTTCTCGCATAATAATCAATCTGAACAATGCATTTACGATAACCATAGTTACGTAGCGAACACTTAGAATTTCAGAGATTAAGTATAGAAAACTACTGTTAAATGATGACAAAGTAAAAGATGCCTTAATTATAACCCGAAATGTAGTTGCACAAAATGGTTACCATTAACGCACATAAAAGCTAGGGCATCATGCTACTCAAAAGTTACTGACAAGTAACCTAAACGTGTGACTGAGGTAAGTTTCCTGTAGTATGAAGTTGATGTTTTAGTTCTGCGCGGGCATTGTATACCCTGCCCTACCGCCAGCAACAGGTACTACAGGCTACGGTTCGTCACTACGTAGACACTATGGAACCGGTTGGTAGCCAGGCTTTAGTCAGGCGATTTGATTTGCCTGCAAGCTCTGCTACAATACGTTCTGTAATGGGTGCATTAGAAGAACGAGGATTACTCACTCAACCACATACATCTGCTGGACGTATACCTAGTCAACAAGGGTACAGACATTTTGTAAACTGTTTATTACCTGCTCCTGGAACAGCTGTATTACATCTCGAGAAGGAGTTGACATCCCTAAGTTTTAAATGGATTGCATTAGATGACTTATTACGGCACTTAGCTCGCCGATTAGCTGATCTCACAGGTCTTTTAAGTTTAATTACTCGTCCTGAACGTCCAGACCCTAGTTTACGAGCAGTACGTTTAGTAGAAAATAATGATCGACTCCTAGTCTTATTAATTCAGAGTCCTACGTCTGTCACTCATCTAAACTTACGTCTTCCACAGGATGCGGCCACAGAACTTGAAGCTCTTGAGCACTGGACTAGTCAGCAATTAGAACAGTCAACAAGGCCGTTTATCAATTGGGATGCTTTACCACCTCAATTAGAGATAAGTGGAATGGTATTAAAAGAAGCCTTACGTAGTCACAAAGATACGCAAATCGTAACTCATCAAGGAGCAATAGCAATGGGATTGGGAGGTCTTTTATCACAACCTGAATTTCGTCATTCTTCAGCTTTGAGACCGTTACTACAATTAGTTGAAGAACAACCAAATCGTGTTGTTGTCTCTCAAGGTAGAACGATAAACGGTGGTGTATGGATTGGTGCTGAACATCCGCACCCAGCCCTAGAGCAATGTGCTGTTGTTCAATCTTCTTATTATTTAGGTACTGAAGGGGTTGGTCAAGTAGCATTAATCGGTCCCATGCGTATGACATATGCCACCGCACAAGGAGCTGTTGGCGCAGTAGCTCGTCATCTCGAACGTTTATTGAACTAGAGTATAATTATTGGGAAAAACAGACGACTGATATCAAAGGCTCTCTCATTAATTAATATAGATATGCTTTATGTATATTGGTTTTACGAGAAGATCGTGGAGAATGTCAGAAACCGTTTTCTCAAAATGAACCAACCTAATCCCTCTGAAACTGAGGAGTTCATAAGTAGTAATATTGTCTGGCATATAGCATCAGTTACTAGGCATGCAATAGCGCAACAAAGAAATCACCGAAGTTCGATCTTATGGTTCACAGGTTTGTCTGGATCCGGCAAAAGTACCTTAGCAAATGCAACGAACTATGAGCTATTCCGCCGCGGTATAGCGACATATGTACTTGATGGTGATAATGTACGTCATGGTCTATGCCAAGATTTGGGATTTTCAGATTCCGATAGAGTAGAAAACATCCGGCGAATTGGCGAGGTCGCAAAACTCTTCGTTGATGCTGGGGTCGTTGTACTTACAGCTTTTGTATCACCGTTTCGGATAGATCGACAAAAAGCTCGTGAATTAGTTGCAGAGAACGATTTTGTAGAGATTTATTGTGCTGCTGATTTAAAAGTATGTGAGAGTCGTGATCCTAAAGGATTATATGCCAAAGCTCGTGCTGGAAAAATTCCAGATTTTACTGGTATTTCCAGTCCATATGAAGCTCCAGAGAATCCTGAATTATGCGTTGATACCGGTAGCCAAAACCTAACTGAATGCGTTGCCCAAATAATTAATTATCTCGAAAATAATGGGATACTTAACGAATAACAATAAACATAGCTTACTCAATATCACTATATAGATAGTAAAGGATGAGAGAATAATTCATATCATCTGATGTATAGTGGCTTACCTTAACTATACAGATGATCCTAATTCTGCATCGTGAATCAATAGTGTAGGATATAAGAACCTCGTGTAATAATATGAAAGGAATGGCCCTTTACTCAAAAATGATTACCCCCTCAATATTAAGCTGTTAGAATATGGTACTCCCTGTTAATTGTATGCTAAGTCAATCTAAATCACTTACTATTATAGCTATAAGTTTAGTGAGTACAGTGTTAATTCTAGACTTTTCATACTACGATCTCTTACTTTGATTCTTCTAGAAGAGGTCCAAACTCAATGATCCATTAAACTCTATTGCCATATAATATGCCGAATATTCATATTGAGTTACTAGATAAATTCACATAGGTCAAAGTGTTACTTTCCTTCCCATTTATATAATTTTTGAGTATGCTTATCTTAACTCTTAACAATATAATAAAAAATATGGAAATTGTTCCTAAAATGGTCAAGTCTTGAGATGTTCTCAATGAATACTGACCAAAGATTTATTAACGAGAATCAGCAAAACTTTACCAAAGAAACAATGGGAAAAGTCGAGGTAACGGAATATTTTAACAGTACAGGTTTTGATCGTTGGAAACGAATCTATAGTGATACTAGCGATATCAATAAGGTTCAAAAGAATATTCGAGTTGGCCACAAAAAAATGGTTGACCAAGTTTTAACATGGTTACAAGAAAAACGTGATCTAAGTAACCATAATATATGTGATGCTGGCTGTGGTGTAGGTAGTCTTACATTACCACTCGTACAATTAGGAGTGGCAAGCATTACAGCTAGCGATATCTCTGAATCAATGACAAAAGAAGTAGAACGGCGAGCTGAAGCGGCTAATATAAATGTTGGGCAGATTATTTTTAGAACAAGTGATTTAGAAAATATCGAAGGTACATTTGAGGATGTAATTTGTTTAGATGTCTTTATGCATTATGAACAATATCAGGCAGAACGGATGGTACGATTGTTAGCGAGCAAGGCTCTGAAAACTTTAATAGTAAGCTTTTCTCCTTATACTCCGTTTTTGGAAATCCTAAAAGCTATCGGCCAATTTTTTCCCGGATCCAGCAAAACAACACGAGCTTACTTACTAAAGGAAGAAGGTATAATCAAGGCTGCCAAAGATTGTGGGTTTCAAGTAAAACGGAGCAATTTAAATAAGGCACCATTCTATTTCTCTAAACTGATTGAATTTGAGCGAACCTGATGAATAATTAAGTTTCGAGACTTGGCTACCGATGTCAAAATATTAGACTTTATAGAAACAATTCATGTTCACATAAATATGAGCGTGTACAAACAACACTTTCCTGCTGTATATATTGAGAGGTTAGCAAATTGGTGATATTTCCTTATTTAGATAATCCTTATTTAGATAATCCTTGATAAACAACAACTTGAAACTTATTCGACTAAACTATGCTCTAAAGCATAACGTACTAATTCAGTGCGACTAGATGTTGCTGTTTTCACAAATAGGCGACTAACATACTTCTCGACATTACGAATAGAGGTTTCCAGACGTCTAGCAATCTCCTTATTCATCATCCCCTCTGCCACTAATTGTAAAACACTTACTTCGCGAGGTGTGAAATCATGACGCACTGTTTCTGTCAACTTCTTCCGGTTACCGGATAACAGGGTTCTGATCTCTGTAATTTGTTTAGCCATTTGACCAATATCCGCATCAGCAAAACGAGCCGCTTCAGCTAGTAAACGCTCTTGCCGACGAACTACATTCCGGACTCGTGCTACCAACTCATTAGGATCAAAAGGTTTAGGTATGTAATCATCTACGCCAGCCTGAAATCCCTCAACTCGGTCAGCTGTCATTCCTTTGGCAGTTAGAAATATTACAGGTGTCCCGCCGAGTCTTTCATCCGTTCGGAGACGCTTAAGTAATGTATATCCATCACAACGAGGCATCATGACGTCGCTAATAACAAGATCGGGCAAGATTTCTTGTGCTTTCTCCCATCCTTCCTCTCCATCACTAGCTGTAGTGATCTGGAATCCTTCATCCTCTAGATATGCTTGAACAGCAGTACGAATTCCAGGTTCATCATCTACTAAAAGCAGTCTACTCGGTGATAAAGTCAATTGCTCAAGCTTTTCACTAATTGAGTCGAGAGGTAGTATACTATCCGAAATGGGTTGTTCATCAATCATCTTTTCTTGTTTCATCAGTTCTTGGTACTTACAAACTAACTACGGATGTGCAGATATTCTCTCTAGATTCGGGGATAGCGTCTGCATTATACAAAGTCAATTGTTTAAAGTTTAGTCGAAATATCTATTTTCATCAGCGTTGATTTCTTTAGATACATCGCAGTATAATTAATTGGGGATAATTAAATATGATGAAATATAAAAAAATAGATTACACTACGATGCTCAAAATTCACGGTAAGTATCTTATTAAATAAGCCGTGCACAATTTCACTTCTCGGTTACTTGTTTGTCATAGCATTTAATTCAGAGGCTCTTAATCCTGGCGCTCGTCTCCTTTCCTCCTACATATCCTCAACTTAGCAGAGCGACTGCGAATATTCTGTTTTTTCTCAAACTCATCGGCTATAATTGGTTTGTGCGTTACACGATCCAATCGTTCGTCATTCAAGAATGATCTTTTAACTCGACGATCTTCTAAAGAATGAAAACTAATCACGCTCAATATACCTCCAGGGGTAAGCCAACTAGGAGATGTAGCGAGCAATTGGTCTAAAACTTGCATTTCATTATTCACCACAATACGTAAAGCTTGAAAAGTACGAGTAGCTGGATGTATACGTCCGTTCCTAACTTTAGGTGGATAACATCCGGCGATTACATAAGCCAAATCTGTTGTACTTGCAAAAGGTCGATTCTGCACAATACGACGTGCAATGCGACGTGAAAGTCTTTCCTCTCCATACTTAAATATTAAATTAGCTAATTCTGTTTCGTCCAAACGGTTAATCAAATCAGCAGCAGTTTCCCCTTCTGTAGAATTCATTCGCATATCTAACAACCCTTTATATCGAAAACTAAAACCCCGTTCTGCTTGAGTGAGCTGGTAACTACTTACTCCTAGATCTACCAAAATACCTGACAATGGTTCGGAAGGCTCAAAATTGGCAAAATTAGTTGATATCATTTTTACCCGATGCCTAAAAGGAGCAAGATGTTTTCTTGCAGCAACGCAGGCCTCTGGATCTTGATCTAGGCCAATAATGCGTATGTTTGGATACTGTTTTAACAGTAGAGATGCATGTCCACCTCCTCCGATAGTACAATCAAGAATGACTCCATAAGATGGGACTGAAGCAAAACTCTCTACTATTCGACTAGAAAGTACTGGTAAATGATGAAAGGTATCCACAATATTGAAAATAAGAAAGTTCAGGGAAAAAACGGGACACTCGTCAATCTCTTCCTAAGATTCCTTCATTTCGAGTGTTTAGGGCCCCATGACGCAGTTGGAAACGCGCACGGAGCCAATGATAATCAACTTCGGCCCACACCATCCCTCAATGCATGGAGTATTGAGGTTAGTGATCACTCTAGATGGCGAGGATGTTGTCGATTGTGAACCAGTCATAGGATACCTCCACCGAGGTATGGAAAAGATTGCTGAAAATCGCACTCCTATAACTTTCGTTCCCTATGTAAGTCGCTGGGACTATGCAGCTGGGATGTTTAATGAAGCGATTACAGTGAATGCTACAGAAAGTTTAATGGAACTTAAGATTCCTCGACGTGCAAGTTACATTCGCGTATTAATGTTAGAATTAAACCGTATTGCGAATCACTTACTATGGCTGGGACCATTTCTAGCTGATGTTGGTGCTCAAACTCCGTTCTTTTATATATTTCGTGAACGAGAGATGATTTATGATTTATGGGAAGCCGTTACAGGTCAAAGATTAATTAATAATAATTTCTTCCGTGTGGGAGGTGTAGCATGCGATTTACCATATGGATGGATAGATAAATGTGAGGATTTCTGTAACTGGTTTGGACCCAAGATAGATGAATATGAGAAACTGATCACGAATAATCCTATATTTCGTCGTCGTATAGAAGGACTCGGGGTGATCAGTCGAGAACAAGCTATTAATTGGAGTTTATCTGGTCCTATGTTGCGTGCTTCGGCAGTACCATGGGATTTGAGAAAAGTAGATCACTATGAATGTTATGATGATTTCGAATGGGATGTTGCCTGGGAAAAAGAAGGTGATTGTTACGCTCGCTATCGAGTCCGTATCGAAGAAATGCGGCAATCCTTAAATATTTTGAGGCAGGCATGCCGAATGATTCCCGGTGGCTCTAGAGAAAATCTAGAAGCAGGGTGTGGAATAGATGGAACTATGATCAGTCGTGATTTATATATGAAAAAACCAATGCTAGATCCTGCTGATATTGCAGGTAAAGAATACGGTCTCCTATCGAGTAAAAAAATTAATTTAGTAAAAACTCCCGTCGGCGAGCTATATTGCAGACTAGAGTCAGGGAAGGGAGAATTAGGTGTATTTATTATGAGTAATGGTGAGGCAAATCCTTGGCGCTGGAAAATTCGTGCGGCGGACTTTAACAACTTACAAATACTTCCACATATCCTTACGGGAGCAAAAGTAGCCGATGTGATGGCAATCCTGGGATCCATAGATGTAATTATGGGATCCGTAGATCGTTGAAACTTGATTAATGCAGCTCACTACTAAAAATACCGAAGTACGATTTGTTGTAAAGCGTACAGTTAGATTTGGTGATACTGATGCTGCTGGAGTGATGCATTTTCACAAGATACTTCCATGGTGTCACGAGGCTTATGAAGAGAGCCTAGAATATTTTGGGATACAATCAACACAGTTATTTCCCCAACCAATCGCGGTAAAGGATAACAATCTTGATTGGCCTCCAATATTACTTCCTATCGTTCATTGCAGTGCTGATTACAGAGTGCCTTTAGTGTGTGGTGATAATGTTACGATTGAGCTAACCTCAAAAATTGTAAGTCTTGAGAGCTTTGAAGTACACTATAATTTTGTATGTAAAGAGAGCACTGTAGCCCAGGCAAAAACAAGACATTTAGCTATTCAAACTATCAATCGTCAACGCTGCTGCCTTCCCGCCTTTATCTATGATTGGGCTGATATCTTAGATGGATATCCTAACTAAGGATCAACGCCTGGTTTGATTATAGATTTTTATAATAATTTTCCCCTTACGTTGGATAACTTATGATCAGCCTTTGACTTAACAAGTGAGTGAAATTACTATAATAAATAAGAAGATGTCCATTCCTTCCAGTATTCCCTGTCCCATTTACCTTCTGTAGAAGATACTAGAGTAGGGCAAAAAATCCATCTTTTTGGCTGTTCTGAAAACGGCCAATTTTTTATCGCTAATTGCAAATCGCTGATAATAGCCTTTGAACTCGTTTCATTACAGTTAATCAAAGCTATCAAAATTTCACCCCATTCATTATTCGGCTGAGACACTATTAGAATCTCTATCAATTTCATATCTTTAAGATTGGCTAAACGTTTTAAACGAGCTTCCAACTGTTCAGGGAAAATAGTCTCACCTCCACTATTAATCGCATTGTCTAATCGACCTTGAATAACTAAACCAGACTGTGTGAGTATACCTTTATCCCCACTACGCCACCAACCGCCAGGAGCTAGTAAATTATGAAAAGTTCCATTTTGAATCCAGCCTGGACTAAGGCGATTCGTTGCTACTTCTATTGATCCAGTAGTGTTACTCACTTGTAATTGCACATCCATCAGTGGTTGCAGAAATTCAGCTTTTTCCTGCAGAAAAGCATGAGGAGAAACAGCGCAAACCATTGCGGCGGTTTCAGTCGAACCGTAACAGGGTGCTAACTGCAACCTCTCCTTACGTGAAATATTTGCTTGTAGAGGTAACAATGCGGCACCCCCGACCCAAATTACTGTGAATCTTTTCAACCAACTAATTCCTTCTATGCTGGACAATATCCGGTCTAGTTGAGTAGGGACTAAAGATATTACGGAAGGGGTGTTGACATAGGGAATATCATCACGTGTAAATTGTCTCAATTTTGATGATAATTTAATTGATTTTCCACCCCAGATCACAGTACGTATCAAGGGTATTAGACCACTAACGTGGTGTAACGGTAGAGGGTTGAAATGAGTTACCGATGAAGGGTCTACACCTATGATTGATAACCATTGACCTGTCGCTTCTGCTGAGGCTTGTAAATGTGATAAAGGTTGAAGGCACCATCTGCGACCTCCTGTAGAACCACCACTGCCTAAAATTATTCCTGGTCCGGGTGGCCACTCTATATGCCTGCTCGATTCTATAGCAGCCCACCAAGAGCTTTGCTCTCGAGGGTGTACTAATCCTACCCATTCATTTCGAGACCAAGACCGATATAGCGAAGTTACGAGATCTTCATACTCTCTACTTTCATAATCAATACTTACTCTATCAATTAAGAATGTACTTACCATAAGGCAGAATCCCATACTTTCTGCGGATCATGACTGAAAAGGTTCCCGCTTGGATTCCAATTAGGTGCTAATCCCGGAGCAACTGGTGTAGATCCTTTGTGTTGAATAGCAGCTAAGTGGTTTACCCAACGACGACCAATACCTGTTTCGATAGAAGTGCTTATCATAAGTCGAGGGGTACCCAATTTCAATGCAACCAATAAAAAACGAGGATCTCCCTCTACTGTTGGTCGCCGCACTTGCCAGCCGCTCCAAGTTTGACGAAGGGAAGAGTAAACACGTAGAGATTCGTCTAGAGCTACAGGAACTTGTCTTGCTATAATTTCGAGTCCTATTTGATCAGTTGGTTCCAGTGGTTGTTCTATCCACTCTAATCGAGGTTCTTTACGCAGTCGATCACTCCATGATGCCGCTATCGAACGGTTCCATCCTCCATTAACATCTAGTCGAAGACGGGTCGTTAATGGTAAATGATTGAGTAATTCTTCTAGAATTTTTCTTTCAAGAATATCCTCATGAACACCAACTTTCCACTTCAACGTAATTGGTACTCCTTGAGGATGATACTCTTGTATTTTTAACAAGCTATCTAAAGCAGATAATCCTGAAGGCAATAACCAAGCAGATAAAGGCGAATCTAACCAGGTCTCATGAGGTTCATGAATATCATCTTCCAACTCTGCTAATGCACAACCTATTCCGAATCTCAATGCAGGTGGTGCCCCTTTTGAGATATTAGTTAATTGTTGCTTTGTATACAGGTTCGTCATGATATTAATAAGTGTGGCAATATTTTCACGTACACGATCATCATTTTCTAGAGGGGCTACCTCCCCCCATCCAATATCACCGTCAGCGTTTTCCAATCGTAATAACCAACCAGAGCGCTTGATTAGATCACTACCCGCCGTAATCATAGGAGTAGGTAAATTAAACCTAAAGCGCCGCCATTGTACTTGAATCTTATAGTCTCTTCTGCTTACCATTATTGCCCGATTGTAAAGAATGCACCAGCCGACAAGCCAAATACTAGACCGAATCCATTTAGAGCCTGAAAACGCAGAGCAAGGAACTTACTATTAACAGTGCGCTCTGGATCATTATGATGATCTCTTAACAGCCGAATTAAAGTAATACCTGTTGGTAATCCTAAGATTGATAATAAGCCTGTCAAAGGCCAGGCACCTGTCAAGATAGGCCACCATTCAAAAGCAAAGGTTAATGCAACAAACCAAGGAATGAGTGTAGAGGCTTTAGCGCTACCCAATTGAACAATTGGAGAATGTTTACCATAAATACTATCTTCCTCTACCTGATGAAAATGTGAGCAGAATAGAACCAATGTTGTTGCTAAAGCAGGCCCACTACTAATTTCAAAAGCTGAGGACCAGGGAATTTTACTTAATTCACTTACTGGTATAAGCGCCATCAATGCAGCTGATGTTGCAAAAGGGCCAAAGGCTAACCAACAAAGGGGTTCTCCAAGTCCATGATATGCTAATCGAAAAGGAGGACCTTGATAGAGATAGCCTAATCCGCAGCAGGCCAATATTAGCCATAAGACCTGAAATGAACTTTTATAAGCCATTATGATAACAATAGTTAGGCCAAGTATTAAAACACCATTTGAAACTAAGGCAATCATATTACGGGATCCAGTTATGTTAACTAGCGAATGTGGTTTTCCGTGGATATCTACACCGGTATCTGCATCAAATACATCATTAGTAAGATTTTCCCAGGCAAGAAGTAATACAGCGGCTAAAATGAATTCGAGAACTTGATCAATCCTAATAGCAATCCTTTGGCTATTCAGCCAACCTACTACAATTAGGATTGGCATTAGGGCTACCGTATACATAGGCCATTTCACAGCAGCCTTCCATAGGCTTTGATGGTTCGAGGTATGAAGGCTTACAACGACCTGGGACTCGCTCATAGGTACCGGAAGCACGAAGAAGGATTGGGCTCATACAGTTGAACAGTCCATTGGCGATGCCCCTTATGCAGGCCGCCCTTTCCTTTACTGAATTGTTAGAGCTAGCTACTCAGACAGAGCAGCAGCTCAAAGGGGATGGGGTACTAAGCCTGGCTTTACCAATAGAAGGTTTAGATCCCCTACTGCATTTACCACAGCTTGAGGAAGATGACAGCTTTCAATTTCTTTGGGACAAATCACCAGGACTAAGTCTGGCAGCTAGTGGACGGACAAATCACTTTGCACTAAGTGGTCCGAAAAGATTTGAGTTAGCACAACATTTTATTGATTCCAGCTTAAGTCGATTGGTTTGTGCTCCACAGCCAATTCCGGCTCATGCTAGACCTAGAATTTTACTTGCATTCTCATTTTTTGATACGTCTTTCGATACTAAAAATAAATTACCAGGTATTCAAGCAGTATTACCTCGTTGGCAGTTGAGTCGAGGTAGTGGTAAGGGTTGGTTGCGTTTACAAATGAACGCAGGTAGTGGAACCATTGCTAGGCGACTGGCTGAAGAGCTTTGGTTAAAGGCTGAATCATTGGTAGCTTTTTCTAAAATAGTTAAAGAAGGCTATGAAGAAAAAGAATATCCAACAGCAAAAGTCATTCACAGTAGTGTTTGGGAAGAGAATTATATTAACCCCGCAAAGAGAGGCCTAGAATTAGTAGACAAACATGAGCTACATAAACTAGTAATAGCAGTTAGACAATACTTAATTCTTGAGGAACCTATTAAACCTCTGCAGCTTTTACATAGGCTCCGAACGGAACAACGAGGAAGTTGTCGCTTTCTTTGGCAAATAAATAAAAGAGATTCCTTCTTTGGCGCATCACCTGAGAGATTACTCGTCGTAAGGCAAGGTCAATTACGTAGTGATGCGTTAGCCGGAACCTCTTCAGCTTGCGAAGGAGATAGTCAATTATTACAATCTGATAAGGATCGGCATGAACATGAATTAGTAGTCTCAGAGATTAAAAAAATACTACATAAACATGGCATGTACCCACATCACCCATCTCGACCATATTTGACAAGACATGGTCATCTTATGCATTTACATACACCAATAACGGCATACCTAAATGGCCAATCTCCGCTTTCTCTAGCAAAGGCTTTACATCCCACTCCAGCTGTTGCAGGATTACCACAGAGAGACGCAATGGATTGGTTACGTAGTCTAGAAAATTTTGAGCGTGGTAATTATGCAGCACCTATTGGCTGGGTTGATACTCACGGCGATTCAGAGCTTCGTGTAGCGATTCGCAGTGCTCGTCAGCAAAATCATCAATTAGAGCTGACTGCCGGAGCAGGTTTAGTATCAGGGTCAGTAGTCGAAGAAGAACTTCAAGAAATAACTCTAAAGTTAGCAGTTATGTATAAACAGCTAAATTTACCTATCAATTAATAGGCTTTGTCATAAAGTAATTTTTTAACAATTTGATCTGATAATTGAACTCCATCTATTCGTTCAACTTCACGAACCCCCGTAGGACTAGTTACGTTAATTTCACTTAAGTAACCATCGATTACATCAATACCTACAAACGCTAATCCTTCAGATTGTAAAATAGGGGATAATTTATTACAGATTATACGTTCTTCTTCCGTAAGCGTTGTGGATTCAGGATACCCTCCTACAGCTAAATTGCTGCGAAATTCTCCTTGAAGAGGCTTACGATTAATAGCCCCCAGAGGTGTTCCATTTGCGAGTATAATTCTTTTATCTCCCAAAGTTACTGCAGGCAAAAATGCCTGTATCATTATAGGCACTTGCTGTTGTTGAGTTACAAGCTCGAGTAAGGCTCGAAACCCTGGAGCCTTGCTATGACTGCGTACGACCCCTTGTCCACCTTTGCCTCCCAGTGGTTTAAGTACTACTTCGTCACAATCATTGGCGAATGCCAGTATAGGCTCTAGTCTATTGGCTACTAATGTGGGGGCCATAAGCTCAGAAAAGCGCAAGGCTCCAAGTTTTTCGTTCCAAGATCGTAATGAGACGGGTTTGTTTATTATGCGTACGCCTTTTCGTTCTCCTAACTCCAACAAGTGTGTTGCATATATATATAACTCATCAACAGGTGGATCTTTACGCATCCAGACACAAGAAAAATCTGTTAAGGGAACTAACCTTATCTCGCCAATTCGATACCAAGGATTGGCAACTTGCCAACCCTCAGATAATGGTTGTATCCATTCAAATGTTATTGGATGAGAGCAAACTATTGGCTCTTGTCCGTGAGTCATAATGTCGCCCTGAGTACAGATCCAGACTTGCTCTCCTAGTTTTTGGACCGCCTGCATTAGAGCCACGCTGGAGTCTTTAGTAGGGTTGAGATGTTGGATGGGGTCGATTACAAAGAGTTGAGCCATAGAGTGAACTTTGGGAATGAACTTATAGATTTCGCGATTCATCTTAATTTGATAGGTGCGCAATATCTATACGATTAATTTCAATATAAGGATAATTCAACTTAACTTTTACACTAGAAGCTTAGATTTAAAGTATTGAGATAGCTAAGCATATATCAATTCAGAGTCATATGCATAGGAAGGCGATAGACTGTAGGATAGCCCAAATTGCTGATAATTTTAGGTAAGACTACAGAGTTGTATTAAGATGTTAGATCTCACAGACATTAAACGAGATTTATCAGAACTGACTGATCGTCTAGGTAATGTTCAGGACTGTCTTTGACATACCTAATCTAGAAGCACGAAGACGAGATTTAGAGGAATTAGCATCGCAAGCAGGGTTCTGGACTGATCAACAGGAAGCACAAAAGCAGATGTGCCAGCTTGATGAGATTAAAGCTCAACTAGATAAATTAGATCAATGGGATAGACTTATTTCAGATACCTCAGTCGCCCTGGAATTATACAATCTAGATCCTGATAATGAAATATTGGATGAAGCAAGAAAAAGCTTAAGTACTTTAAGAAGTAACTTAGATAGGTGGGAACTTGAAAGATTATTGAGTGGAAGATACGATAAGGGAGGGGCAATAATTACCATTAACGCCGGAGCCGGAGGTAGCGACGCTCAAGATTGGGTTCGAATTCTACTGCGGATGTACACGAGGTGGGCTGAAAAACTTGGAATGAAAACCAGTATAGATGATATTTCAGAAGGTGAAGAGGCAGGTATCAAATCCGTCACGATGGAAATTGATGGCCCATATGCGTATGGCTATCTTCGCAATGAAAAAGGCACTCATCGGCTGGTCAGAATTTCTCCATTTAATGCTAATGGTAAACGCCAGACCAGTTTTGCTGGTGTAGAAATCATGCCTAAATTAGAAGAAACTACAGACATATTTATTCCCGATAAAGATTTAGAAGTTACAACTTCTCGTTCTGGTGGAGCTGGTGGACAAAATGTGAACAAAGTAGAGACAGCTGTACGGATTGTCCATATACCAACAGGATTAGCAGTTCGTTGTACTCAAGAACGTTCCCAACTGCAAAATAAAGAAAAAGCCATGATGCTATTAAAATCTAAATTAATGATAATTGCTCAGGAACAGAGAGCAGCCGAAATAGCTGATATTCGTGGAGACATAATAGAAGCAGCATGGGGAAATCAGATTCGTAACTATATATTCCATCCCTATCAAATGGTGAAAGACTTACGTACTAATGTGGAAACGACTGATGTCCAAGCAGTTATAGATGGAGATCTAGATTTATTTATACAAACCCTCTTACGTCAGGGTATAGATTCGTCTCATCAAGAATGATGTTTTATCAATGGCTATTAAGCTAAATACTTTTTTATGATATACTTGTTATTCCATGAAGTCTAACCACTATGGAAAATGTTAATTCTCCTCATCCAAGCTTCATCAAATTAGCGATGCGAAATATGGTAGCAAAGGGACGGCAAAGCCTTTTCCATTTTGGGTTAACCGCAATAGGATTTTTGTGCTTCATCTTGGTCCTGGCTTGGGTTGGGAGACCCAATGTTTATTAGTATTATTACATTAAAATAGGTATTCCTCATGCTTAACCTTGATTTAGCATTTGAGGTAGATTGTAAAGAGTATTCAGAAGAGCCATGGACTAATTTAATTCAGGGCCCGGACTTATGGCTACATTTATTTAGCCATTGGCTCAGACACTTAGAAACGGATCTCTTCTCAGATTCCTATATAGAAACTTATACTCTAGGATTAAGGCTTGTAAACGATACGGAAATTCGTCTTCTCAATAAAGTTTGGAGAGGTATGGATCAATCTACGGATGTCCTTTCATTTCCTATTCACGAATGTTTACTTTTAGATCTTATAGGTAAAGATAATAACAAAAAGAATATTTCCATAGAGTTAGGAGATATAATCATTTCCATAGATACAGCTGCACGTCAAGCCACAGAGCACAAGTATAGCTTAGAAGAAGAATTACATTGGCTTGCTAGTCATGGTATACTGCATTTGATAGGATTCGATCATCCTGATCAGAAAAGCTTAAGTAGAATGCTGAACTACCAGGAAAAGCTATTATCAAAGAGATATCATGACAACTCTAAGAATTAAATTCCCCTACTAAAGGCTATGGCTTAATTAAGATGCTCTTAAATTGCATATAGATTTATTACCTAGGCTCACTATGGACGATGGTGAAGAAATCATGGGTATACGCTGAACAGTATTATAGCATTGTCAGAAACTGCTTCTTGTGATTTTTGATGGAATCAGTGACTAAGGACTGATACGTTCCTCAGCAATATACTCTTATCAAGTGAAGCTGAGGAGACGAGGAGTATACCTTACATATACTTAGACATTGACATCATTAATACTTCTAAGATTTTAGAGACCCTAGATAATACTGTTACATATCTCAGCTGATATTGCAATGATTACTCTGAGAAATTATTGACAACCCTCTGTCAATTCCTGCACATTAATAAACTCATCACCTCTTCCTAATAATCAAAATGGGCCTTTAAATAGTTCATCATCTCAAATTTCTCGGCTTTATGCTTTTAGTACTTGATAACTACGACAGCTTTACATTCAATCTGGTACAATATTTTGGAGAATTGGCCAAAGATTATCCTCTGGCTAGTAACCTAGTAGTCGAACGTAATGATGCTCTAACTTTGGAGGAAATTCGAGATATCAATCCCGATGCTATTGTTATTTCGCCTGGACCAGGGGATCCTAATCAATCTGGTATATGTCTAGATGTTCTTAAGTATCTTAGCTCTACTATTCCTACGTTAGGAGTATGTTTAGGACATCAGGCAATAGCTCAAGTGTATGGCGGCACAATTATAAGAGCTAGTCAACAAATGCATGGTAAGACTTCAGCAATACAACATCAAGGACAAGGTGTTTTTGAAGGCTTACCAATTCCATTAACTGCTACGAGATACCATAGCCTAATTGCAGATAGGAAAACTTTACCCGAGTGTTTAGAGATTACGGCTTGGTTAGACGACGGTACTATTATGGGCTTACGTCATAGTCAGTTTACACATATCCAAGGGGTCCAATTTCATCCAGAGAGTATTCTGACTCAAGCAGGGCATAAATTACTAGGAAACTTTCTACGCCAGGCGGAAAAAAGCATATAAACATATAGTAAAAAAGGTGATTATTCTCGCCCTTTGTTAGTGAATATTATCATATTCAAGTAAGATTATCGAATGATATTGTGATTTGGGTAGCCAAGTACATATAGTGTCGCTTTCGATTTAATCTTTTGGGATCGAGTTTTCTATTTGAAGATAGCTTAACCAGAAATATTGCATTTGTCTGACTGTTCCTATACTCAATCGTAGTGAACCATTAATTTGAGGCTTGTTCGACATTGATCTAACCAAAATCCCATTCTGTCTCAAATACTTACATACTTGATCGACAGGGGACTTAGGCCAGATCAAAATATAGTTACCACCTTTAGCATGGTAACAAACGTTGCCTAATTTCAAAGCATGAATTAACCAGGCTCGAGCTTGCAATACTTCTGAGACATAGGCATCTAGATAATACTGATCGGAGAGGGCAGAAAAAGCAGCGCTAACGGCAAAACTATTAACATCATATGGACCAGTTACTCTACCAATCCGATCGATAAGATCAGAATGCCCTATCGCAAAACCTAGACGTAAACCAGCCAGACCAGCAGTCTTAGATAATGATCGTAAAATTAGTAAATTGGGAACCATGGAAAAAAGATTATAGTCCTCATTATATGGGGGATTACCATTCATCTGTCTCATTAAAAATGGTAGCACGCTGTCACCAGTAAAGGTTTCATACAATTCGTCTACCACAATTAATGTACTTGGGGATGCAGTAGCCAATTCTATTACTTGTTCAGGTCGTAAACGAGTACCATTAGGGTTATTAGGATTGCATATGAGCAAAATTCTTGTTGTTGCGAGAGAAGTATAAATTATCTGGAAAGGAAAGCTAAGATCCGGGACTGTATGAGGAATCGCTTCTAATTGCATATCCTGCATACGTGCACAGGGAGCATAATAACCAAAAGTAGGGCTAGTTGTAAGCATCTTCTCACCTGGTCCTCCAAAAGCATGACAAATTGCATGCAGTGCGGCATCAACACCATTAAAGACACCAATTTGACTAGGCTGCAGAATATTCGTAATCCCTAAACTTGATATGAGTTTTTCTCTAAGTCCATCATATTCGGGATAAATAGCATAAGAATCGGCAGGCGTATCACGTAGTGTTGTAAACACTAAAGGAGTTGGCCCAATTGTGTTCTCATTAAAATCTAGCCGTAATAATCCTCGACGACCTTCTAACGGAGCACTATAACCTTCAAGAGCTTCAACTTCTAGTCTGGCGATTGGTGCACCCAGAGACATTACATTCGCTCCAAAGTAGGAATGCCTAAAAGATTCAGGCCCAGTTTGAGCGTATCTGCTGTAAGGCGGCATAAGGCTAGACGAGATATTCGAATTTCCGTTTCTGTTGCTTTTAGTACAGGTACCTGATCATAGAATCGATTAAACAATTGGGAGAGTTCGAATAGATACATACATAGTCGATTAGGAAGTAATTCTTGCTCCACTTCTATAATTATCAGATCAAATTTGAGAATCTGGCGTAATAAGGCCCATTCTTGGGGTTCTGTAAAGCACAAAGCGTTGGAGGTGAGGTTGATTGACACATCATTTTTACGGAGAATACCGGCTATTCGCACAACAACGTAAAGAAGATAAGGAGCTGTATTCCCATTGAGACTTAGCATTCGATCGAAATTAAACTGGTAGTTTGTGATACGATTCTGACTAAGATCAGCATATTTTACCGCGGCTATACCTATAGTAAAGGCAACTTTCTCAATAAAAGTTTCGCTTTCCTGACGGCCTTCATCAAGAAGCCGCTTACGCAAATCGATTGCGGCTCTTTCGACAGCCTCATCTAATAAATCTTTCAAACGTACAGTATCTCCAGCACGCGTTTTTAGTTTTTTTCCATCCGGCCCTTGTACTAATCCAAATGGCACATGCTCAAGGCGTCCACCCGCTGGAACCCAGCCGGCACGCCGAGCTATCTGAAATATTCCTGCAAAATGATTAGCTTGACCAGCGTCAGTAACATATATCACCCTATTCGCTCCATAACCTTCAGGTATTACTCCGAAACGATAACGAATAGCTGCAAGATCTGTCGTAGAATAGTTAAAACCACCATCACTTTTCTGAATAATTACAGGTAAGGCTGTATCGTTTTTCCCTTTTATCCCTTCTAAGAATACACACCGGGCTCCTGCATCAGTAACCAAGAGATTTAAGTTATCTAAAGCGGTAATTACATCTTCTAAATAAGGATTATAAAATGACTCTCCACGTTCAGTTAATCTGATATTAAGTCGGTCATAAATAGTTTGAAATTCTTTTCGAGATTGATCGCATAGTAACTGCCAGGCTTGTCTGGCAGCTAGTTCACCACTTTGTAACTTCACTACCTCCTCCCTTGAAGCACGTTGAAAAATAGGATCGTTATCAAAACGACTCTTAGCTTCCCTGTAAAAAGTAACTAAATCTCCTAAATCAACTACATCGGGGTTGGTAAGTGCAGCCGGAGCCACTTCTTTAAGGTGTGTTATTAACATCCCAAATTGTGTACCCCAATCTCCTACATGGTTTAATCGTAATACTTTATAGCCTCTAAACTCGAGTATACGTGCCAGACAATCTCCTATAAGTGTGGAGCGTAAATGTCCCACGTGCATATCTTTTGCAATATTAGGGCTAGAAAAATCAACGATTACAGGTAATGAATGTATTTGTGATTCACCTCCACCTTCAGAAACTTTTGGGATACCTAATCGAGAATCTAATAACGCTTTATACGCTTCTTTCTGTAGACATTCACCTTTAAGTGTGATATTAATAAAACCCGGACCTGCAACTACAGGCTTCTCACAAAGTTTTGAAAAAGCGGAATTACCTTCCAATGCATTAACTAAAGCAGTCGCAATTTGGTGTGGTGATTTCCCCAAAGGTTTAGCTAGAGTAAACGTCCCATTTACTTGAAAATCACCAAATTCAGGTTTTGATGCAATCGTTAAATGTAAATCAAGAGGTTTTCCATAAGCTTTCACTAAATTAACAACATCAGGAAATGCTTGCTCAGTAGCTACAAGTAATAGATTTTTAAGTTCTTGAGCGATTTCCAGCATGAACGTCTAAGCGATATGTTCTGATCATGCCCCGCCGTAGGCAGAAGACTAGAACATCAGGTCCATGCTTATTAAAGACTTGTTATGATTTTGGGCACGTTTCCGATCGATACTCGATCTTTAAATTGCATAGAGGCTATAATTAATTTATTACTGAGATAATCCTAAACCCTGATAAATCAAGGGGAATTGAAAGTATTTACATTACATGGCATCTAAATTCTCTATTAGATATAATTCTACTCACTCTATTTACCAATACAAAAACGAGAGAAAATTCTATCCAACGTTACTTCACTAATATTCTCACCTGTTAATTCAGTAAGAATTGCGATCGCTTGACGTAAATCAATAGTCCAAAAATCTATAGGGAGGTTTTGCTCAATGGTTATTAATGTATGATTCAGGAACGTTGCTGCTTCTTTAGCTAAATCACGTTGTCGCGAATTTAAAGACAACCGTATATCTTGATTTTCATTAGCTCCACAACGATTCAATAATTCAGACAGTATGGAATCTTCCCCTTCACCAGTTCGTGCACTTACAGGAAATATCCACGATTGATTAAATATTTTTGAAACTGGAGTATTGTGGCGTAAGGGGCATTTGTCAGACTTATTCCCCGCTATTAGCAGAATAGTACCTTCAGGAATTTCCCGTATCAAATTCTCTTCTGCAGAAGTCCACCCTTCAGTCAAATCAAAGACTAGAATTATAGCATCTGCGGACATCATAGCCTGTCTACTTCGTTGAATGCCTAATTTCTCTACGATATCTCCAGTAAATTGTATACCTGCCGTGTCTACAAGAGTAATCGGAACACCTTGTACTATGATCTCGCTCTCTAATAAATCTCGAGTCGTTCCGGGTAAATCAGTGACAATAGCTTTCTCTCGCCGGCTAAAAAGATTAAGAAGGCTAGATTTGCCAACATTTGGTCGACCTATTAATGCTACTTCAAGTCCTCGATAAAGAATAGCACTTCTATTACTATCCATAACTAATTGTATTAGGTCTTGATAAATAGACTCTAAATTGTTTTTTACTATCCTTTCGTCTAGAGGTAATAGATCCTCTTCAAAATCTAAGTGGGCTTCAAGTTCAGCTAATTGTTCTAATAAGCGCTCTTTTATACATGTTATTTCTTTATATACTGCTCCCGTAAGACTTACCATGGCTAGTTGTGTAATTCTACGGCTACGTGCTCCTATTAAAGTGCTTATTGCTTCCGCACGAGTAAGGTCTATCCTCCCATTTAAGACAGCTCTTTGACTAAACTCTCCAGGTAGAGCTCTACGAGCACCTTGAGAAAGTACCAACTCTAAAACACGTTGGACACAAATTAAACCACCATGACAATGAAATTCTATAACATCTTCACCTGTAAAGCTCCGAGGAGCCTTCATTATTAATAATAAGGCTTCATCGATCCTTTCTCTACTCGTAGGATCTATGACATGACCATAAATAATTCGATGACTCTCCCACCGTTGAGTTCCTGGGATAGAGAACACTTCTCGACCTATTCTTTCAGCAGAGGGCCCGGAGACTCTTACGATCGCAATACTACCTTGACCAAGAGCTACAGCTGTTGATATAGCAGCAATCGTATCATTAATTCTCTTCACATCTAACAATGAGTTCGGATCCGTTTATTTTCAGGTAGCTTGTCAATATTAGCAGATCAAAAATTTTAACAACTTTGTAGAAGCTAGCGTTAATAGCACAATATAAGTTAGCCCTAGTATTTGAAACACCTGTACATGAAAATTTAGAAACTTGGGCTGAAGTATATGCCTTTAGTCAAGAGAGTTACCCGTACACCTCACAAAACCAGTACAGGGATACGAAAAGAAATTCGAGTTCAATATCTATTAACTGACGATTTCACTAAGGATATTTGCACAGTATTGTAGTAGTCCGATACATCTTAATTCTTCAACGACAAGTAGAAGATGATGTACAACTATTTAGAGATAAGTTCCGATTTTTTACCCTCTTAAATAATTCATTAAATAGTTCAATATTATCTCTCCATAGCCTAGAGCACTAATCAGGTCTTTAATAGTAATAAAACCATGATAGCTCATCATCCGAGCAATTGAATTACTACTTAGAAGAACGTATAGACCATCGGAACCTAATTCTCTTTCGATTAGTAGTCTTCCAATCCTAATACTCTCATCCCGATTGTGCCTATCTACATACCATTGACGAATATAAGTATGTGCTGTTGATGTTGAGAGATAGTTTAACCAATCCAGTTTTGGACTTGGATATTTATCTGTAAAGACTTGTATTACGTCACCATTTTCTAGTGCCGTACTAAAAGGACATAAGCAACCGTTGATTGCTACCTGTTGAAAACAATCACCGATGCTAGTGTTAACGAAATATGCAAAATCAACGGCACTTGAACCTGGATTAAGATGTATTAAATCACCTTTCGGTGTAAACACATATAGGTCGTCTATTAATAAATCTTCTTTCACTAAAGCGAGATAGTCACTATGTCTATTTGGTTCGTTATTTTCTTGCCACTCTGCAAATTGATATAACCAATTGAAGCACTTACTTTTTACTTCTACTGGGGAACCACCTTCTTTGTACCTTACGTGTGACGCAATACCATACTCTGCTATTTGATGCATCTCATTAGTACGAATTTGCATTTCAATAGGTCTAGAAATACCGATAACGGCAGTATGTAATGATTGGTACCCATTAGGCTTTGGCAAACCTATATAGTCCTTAAATCGACCAAGAATCGGACAAAAGACTTGGTATATGATCGATAGAGAACTATAGCAACTTTCTACATCTGGAGTGATAATTCTCAATCCGGCAACATCGTAAATATCTTCAAAAGTTCTTTGCTGACTCTGCATCTTAGACCATAGTCCATAAAGATGTTTGGTTCGTCCTTCTATATGTAAATTGTTTGAGTTCAATATACTTAAATGATTCTTTAATAAATTCACAATTTGAGAGACACGAAATTCTCTTTCACTACGATTTGCTGCCACGTATGATTGAATTTTTAGGAATACGTCTGGTTCCAGTATCTTAAATGCTAAATCTTCTAATTCCCACTGGAAACAAGCGATTCCAAGGCGATTAGCCAAAGGTGCATAAATCTCTCGGGTTTCCCAAGCAATTCGCTGTTGTTTCTCACCATGTAAAGATGCAATCGTACGCATATTATGAAGGCGATCAGCTAATTTCACTAGTACGACGCGAATATCATTAGCCATCGTAATAAAAAGCTTATGTAAATTTTCAGCCCGGGCCTCAGTATAATTCAAAGAATGTATCTTGCCTAACTTTGTAACACCTTCCACCAGTAATCGAACCTCTGAACCGAAGTGAATTTCAATTCGTTGCGAAGTGATTTGCGTATCCTCCACAATATCATGAAGCAATCCAGCTATAATCACCGATGGACTAGAGCCAGCATTGTATAGGATATTAGATACAGCTAGAGGATGAACTATATAAGGTTCTCCCGTGGCACGAAATTGACCTTCATGAAAGCGAAAAGCAAAATCAAAGGCTACTGCTAGCGAGATCTTTGAGTTCAGAGCATCTAGGGAACAAGGACTATCCTTGCTTAAACAATCTAGAGAGTGCTCTAACCATCTAGGTAAAGGCAAATCATGGTCAAACACATAGCGTATTTTATAGTGAGTGGTGAGATTGAAAGTCTATGTCAGTCAAAAAATGCGTGCATTACTTTGGTTGCCTATCAAAGTTAATGAGACTTCCCTTGATATGATCATTAACCATAACATACAGTTGAAACTAATGATATTTTATAGTGGTTGAATCGTGCATATAGTTTGTTTTATCTTAATACCATCGGACTTATAGTTCATTTAGGAGGCCTATTTTTATCCAAATTTCAGTGTTACGTTTTGCACCTGTCAGAAACTCTAGAATTTGTTAAGCGTTGGTTTACTATACTTGCCTTGGCAAGTGACATTAATTCTCTGACGATATACCGATATCACCATTGGGTATGTAAGCTTCTTGATCGTAATCTAATTACATGGATTCCTGAACATATTCAACAATTTTTCAAAGAACTCAGGGACAGGAGCTTGAAATACCATTCGATCCTGATATACAGGATGATTGATGCCTAACTGCAATGCGTGTAAAGCTTGAGCATATGATGGCAAGGGATTCTTTTCCCGATTCCCATAATAGACATCTCCCAAAATAGGGAATCCAATATGAGCACAATGTATTCTAATTTGATGAGTTCGCCCAGTATCCAGTTTAAATCGCAATACCGAAGAGTCTCCTAATCGTTTCACTAAGGACCAGTGAGTGCAAGCATAGCGTCCTCGATTGGCATTAACCACGTCGTATTTCTTACGATCTGATGCATGCCGCCCCAAAAAACTGACTATAGTTCCTCTATTACTAACAGGAACTCCATGGACGATAGCAATGTATTCTCTAGAAGCGACTCTTCTTTGAATTTGAGATTGCAGGTTCACCAAAACTTCCTGAGTTTTGGCAACTACGATGCAGCCAGTTGTTGCTCTATCCAATCGATGAACAATGCCGGGACGCATTTCACCACCTATACCTACTAAATCGGGACAATGCGAGATTAAACCATTCACTAGAGTGCCATGTTTATTCCCAGGAGCAGGATGGACTGTAAGGCCAGCAGGTTTATTAATAACAATAAGATACTTATCCTCAAATAAAACATCTAGGGGGATTTGTTGAGGTAATAAGTAAGGTAAACGTTCTGGAGGTGGCATCCAAACTTGTACTTCATCTCCACATTTCAAAGGAGTTTTAGCACGACTTCTAATACCATTTATTCGGACGAAACCAGCATCAATAAACTTTTGAATTCTAGCCCTGCTCTGTTCTGGTTGTTGCGTCACTAACCATCGATCTAAACGCATTGGGAGAGGACTACTATAGCAAAATCGGAGAACCTTACCATCTTTATTATTGAAGGAATTCATAATAATCGACAATTTTCAATCACGATCATATATGTGTTCTAGGAGGTAACTCTAATGCTATACGTCCCAAATGGGATCGTCGGAAGTCATCCAATAAACGTTGAGACATACGGATTAAATCTCCATTAGTGTGCTGCTCAGCTGCGAGTCTCAACCAATCCAAGCTATTTACTAAATTTATTGGCAGTCTAACGTTATACTTCTGCTCAAGATAGTTCATCTCAAAACCTATATCCGAGATAGTTGAAAGTTGCTGTAATATACGAAGGAAGGCTATACTAATAAGTTCGACATTATAAGCAGCCTCTCCTATGTTATCACATATAGCTAACAGTAAAGCACCACGTTGATCATCTAAACGTGGGGGCAAGATCCCTGGAGAATCCAATAAGTCAATTTCTTTGCATACTCGCACCCAATTAAGACTACGAGTGATACCTGCTCGACGTGCACTTGGGGCAATTTTCTGTTTTGCTAACCTATTAATCAACGCTGACTTACCTACGTTAGGGAATCCAAGCACAATAGCTCTCACTGGACGAGCTCTCATGCCACGCGCTATACGACGCTCATTGAAAGTAGTATTTGTGCTAATGATGGCTTTTTGTAGCTGCTTAATGCCAGTACCTAGTTTTGCATCACACCACCACGGTGTTTCTCCATGAAGCCGTAACCACGAATCCCAAATGTATAATGTGTTATCATTGATCATATCCCGTCGATTCATAACAAGTACATGCTTCTTATCTTGACGCCAAAGCTTTAATCTTGGATGAGTACTAGAGAAAGGAACGCGTGCATCCCTGACTTCAATAATCAGGTCCACTGAATCAATAGAATGAGACAATAAATGTTCAGCTTTAGCGATATGTCCAGGATACCATTGAATGACTGGAGAACTAGTATTCAACAACTTGGAATTCAACTGTAGTGAATCAATACTTGAAGTCATTAACAAACTAATCAGGCGAAATAGGATTTAATTAAGATGACGATTTCTGTAATCACATCTATATCACAGTGCGGTATTCATCATAGTTGAGAGGCCTATTGCTCCAAGATAATAACTGATGCGAAATAGAATTTATAGTGAGACTCACTCAATTATATAGATCTCGTAACCGAAGAAATTGAAGGTTCTGATAGCAATCTGATTACATCTCATTACCATTTGCTGTAAAATTAAAAGTCAATCTAATGAGTAGCAAGGATAATAGATTAAAGAGATCTGGCTCCTATCTTATTCAAAACTCAGGAATACTTGCTTATTTGACATTAATCATAATCCTCCAAGTTGGGGTAAATATTTTCATGATACTTTTGAATGACCACAGCACAGCCTTTTTCTCTTAACTACGCGTTAGTCTTTACGCCTAACCATTATCTCCAGGCAAAACCCATGGCAAAACGTTCCCTGGCAAGTCTCTCTGCTAATGACCTCCTTGGTAAACGTGTCCTAGTCAGAGTTGATTTCAACGTGCCACTGAACGATGCCGGGGCCATTACTGATGATACTCGCATTCGTGCGGCTCTTCCGACAATCAACGACTTAATTAAAAAGAATGCGAAAGTTATACTTACATCTCATTTTGGTCGTCCAAAAGGAAAAGTAAATGAGAGTATGAGACTTACGCCTGTGGCTGCTCGTCTTAGCGAACTTCTAGGTAAACCAGTAGTTAAGACAGATAGTTGCATTGGTCCTGAGGCTGAATCAAAAGTAAATGCTATGAATAACGGAGATGTAGTTTTATTAGAAAATGTCCGTTTTTTCGCTGAAGAAGAAAAAAATGATCCTAGCTTCGCGCAACAACTTGCCTCTCTTGCCGACGTTTACGTAAATGATGCTTTTGGTGCTGCTCACCGAGCTCATGCCTCAACAGAGGGAGTAACCAAATATTTAACTCCTAGTGTTGCTGGCTTTCTAATGGAGAAAGAGCTTCAATATTTACAGAGTGCTATTGATGCACCACAACGCCCATTAGCTGCAATCGTGGGAGGGTCCAAAGTTAGTAGCAAAATTGGTGTTCTTGAAACACTTATTGATAAGTGTGATAAAATTATAATCGGTGGTGGAATGATTTTCACCTTCTATAAAGCAAGAGGACTCTCAGTAGGTAAGTCTTTGGTTGAAGAAGATAAACTTGAACTAGCAAAAAATCTGGAAGCTAAGGCAGCGATGAAGGGTGTTCAACTATTATTGCCAACTGATGTGGTACTAGCTGATAACTTTGCTCCTGATGCAAATTCGCAGACAACATCTATTAACAATATTCCTGATGGATGGATGGGACTCGATATTGGCCCAGAGTCTATTAAAATTTTCCAAGCAGCGCTTGCTGATTGCAAGACCGTTATATGGAATGGTCCCATGGGCGTTTTTGAGTTCGATAAATTCGCTGCTGGCACAGATGCAATTGCACATACATTGGCACAATTAACAGCTACAGGTACATGTACTATTATCGGTGGTGGTGATTCCGTAGCAGCTGTAGAAAAAGTAGGGGTTGCGGATAAAATGAGTCACATATCTACTGGTGGAGGTGCAAGTCTTGAGTTACTTGAAGGAAAAGTATTACCAGGTGTTGCAGCTCTTACTAACGTTTAATCTTTATACTCCACTTCTCTATCGAGGAAGATAAAGAAGTGGAGTATAAAGAAAACTCAAAGGTATTGTAATGCTGTCAGGTTAAGTCACAATGACTTAACCTGACAGCATTATGCTAAGTTAATTTATAATAATAATGTAACGCTATTGAGATATCAAGCATGCTTGATATCTCAATAGCGTTACATTATTATTATAAATTAACTTAGACCATCTCAAAGTTATCTCTAAGCGTTTTTTCAGCTATTCACACATAAACCAAAATGATATGCTAGCTATTGGATCTAATGTTATAGACTTCGTAGAAAATAAATCAATTATGGCAAATCTACTTGTGGCGGCTAGTGGTACAGGAGGACACATATTTCCCGCCTTGGCCACAGTTAGAAAAATGCCAAGAGATTGGAAATACTATTGGTTGGGAGTGCCTAAACGTCTTGAAAACCAGATTGTCCCACAACACTATCCATTGTATACTGTAGACATTAAAGGTATACAAGGACATAAACCACTGGTGAAAATATTGCAATACCTGAAATTACTTTATAGTTCTATCTTCGTATATTCCTTTCTTCGTAATAAAAATATTGATATAGTTTTTAGTACAGGCGGATATATCGCAGCCCCTACAATTTTAGCAGCATATTGGTATGGGATCCCGGTCGTGTTACATGAATCCAATGCAGTACCAGGTAAAGTTACAAGAGTTCTTAACCAGGCTTGCACTAAAATAGCCGTAGGTTTACAAGAATCAGCACAGTTCCCTAATATAACAGCTCAAATCACTGGTACCCCTGTTCGTAATTCTTTCTCTCTTTTACAAGCTATTCCGCGATGGATTCCTATTAACGATAAACCAATGCTTTTAATAGTCGGTGGCAGTCAAGGAGCCGTAGGACTGAATAATATGATACGATTAATTATACCACGTTTCTTAAAAGTTGGCTGCCGCATAATCCATATTACAGGAAAGAATGACCCTAATGTTGGTCAGATACAACATCCTCTATTAATAGAGCGTCCTTTTGTTAGTGAGATTTCTGCATTATTCCAGTATGCAGATCTAGTTGTGACAAGGGCCGGAGCTGGGAGCTTAAGTGAGTTAAGCATATGTTGTACTCCTACAGTTTTTATTCCGTTCCCTTATGCAACGGATAAACATCAAGATGCGAATGCTTGTTGCGCTAGTGAGAGTGGCAATGCCATCATTATCTGGCAGCATCCTAGAATGAGCCAAAATTTAGCGATTACTCTTTGGAAATTGCTAGGTCCGCGCTTACGGAATACTGAATTACAGTTAGATCCTTTAGATATAATTTCGGCAAGTATGAAGAATTTGAAGATATATGATGCTGATATAAGACTGGCTTCACTAATACGTGATCTTGTTTAGATAATCGACAACCATCTTCATTCAAAGAAGTCACACTTTAGCTAAATCAATCGAATCTGGTCTTTTATATGAAATGATGTCTCTGAACGTTACTGAATCTATCATTAACGGTGAAGTACTTAGGTTAGAGTATGGAAAAAGAAGCAAGGTTAATTTAATTAAGTCTGATAATCACTGGTGCTGTGACTCTTTTGAGAAAGGCTGTGAATGGATTGCCGTCCAAGGTATATTGCTGCCTACAGCTTCACTGATTTTACTGAACCCATTGCACTCTAATTGAGATTGTAGCCCCTCTATTATTTGTGGTACAAGAGCAGGTCCATTGTAAATCCATCCCGTATATAGTTGAATCAAGGAAGCACCTGCCGCTATCCGTTCCCAAGCGGCTTGCGGAGAATCAATTCCCCCGACCCCAATTAATGGGAGCACGGGATTAGTTGATTTGCGTAAGTACGTAAGAACTTCTAAAGCTCTTTTCTTGAGAGGTTTTCCACTTAGACCACCTGCTTCCTGTGTTAATTTTTGGCCAGTTTCCAATAGTAAACGGTTGTCCAAACCTAAACGATTAACACTAGTATTAATCGCTATAATGCCTCCAAGTCCTTCATCATAAGCCAAACGACCAATATCGCTAATAGATTCATTTGTTAAGTCGGGTGCAATTTTTACTAAAAGAGGTATATTAACTGGTAACTTTCGTAAGTTCCTCAGTAAGGAACGAAGTTGTGATATGTTTTGTAAATCTCTCAAATTTGGTGTGTTTGGAGAGCTTATATTTATAACCCCGTAATTTACAAGTGGTGCCAATAGTTGTAAGGAGGAAGCGTAATCGTAATGAGCCTGATCAAGTACTGTAACTTTTGATTTGCCGATATTGATACCCAACGTCATATTTTTTTTCTTAAGGTACTGTTTCTCCAAAGATTGTTTTACATATTGAGCTCCATTGTTATTAAACCCCATCCGGTTTAAGGCTGCTTTCTCTTCAGATAGTCGAAATAGACGTGGACGATAATTACCAAGCTGTGTGTACCAAGTAACTGTACCAATTTCAGCAAACCCAAAACCAAAACAATCCCACATACCTGCCCCCACACCATTTTTATCAAGTCCAGCGGCTAACCCAACAGGATTGTTGAACTCACAGCCGAACAAATACTGCTTCAACCTTGAATCCTGTGTTGTAAATTCGTTTCGTATATGCCTCAGAATATCGTTGAGAGGGAAAGTATTGCGCCATTGATATATTTGGCCTAATAGTATTACAGTTAGGTAGCTTAACTGCTCAGCATTAATACCTCCATCTTGCGTCAGCAATACATGTGACAATGTCTCATGTATTTTTTGAATAGATAGTGGATTTTTAGTCAAAAGATTCTTGATTCACTATGCGGTTATTGTCGCATTGGCGACTAATCTAACGTAACGATTTCAATACTCATGAGTAGCAATTAGTACACTTTAAAATTAATATAGCACGCTTGATTGTACTTAAAGCATTACCCAGCAAGTGCAAATCTCTACAGTTGAAACTTAGGATTTCAACTGTAGAGATTTGCACTTGCTGGGTATAAAGTTTAGGATTTACCTATCTACTATTTAATACTTACCTTACCGCCTACTTCTTCAATACTCTTCTTCAGAGCCTCAGCATCAGCCTTGGGTATACCTTCTTTGATAACTTTTGGTGCAGCTTCTACTAAGGCTTTCGCTTCACCTAAGCCTAAAGATGTTGCTTCACGTACTGCTTTAAGAACTTTTATCTTTGCAGCAGCATCAAAGCTTTCAAGAATAACGCTGAACTCAGTTTGTTCTTCAACAGGTTCAGCAGTGCCCCCTGCGGCTGGAGCAGCCATCATAATGCCAGATGGTGCAGCAGCCGAAACACCAAATGCTTCCTCAATCTGCTTAACAAGCTCGGAAGCCTCAAGAAGAGAGAGTGTTTTTAATGATTCTAAGATCTCGTCAGTTTTTGTCGACATGTTTGGAATTTAGCAACAGATATGGAAAAGGTAAGTAGCTAACAGTTAGTGCTGATTTCTAATTATCAACACCTTCAGCATGCTGTTTCAATGCTCGAGCAAGGCCAGAAGGAACTTCCTTAATACCTACAGCTACTTGCGTAACTACAGAGTTCAGTGCGCCAGCTATTTGAGCCATTAGAACTTCTTTTGTTGGAAGCTCACCAATGGCTTTAATCTCAGATTGAGATAAAAGCTTGCCTTCAAAAAGGCCACCCTTTGTTTCAGACTTCTTGGTGTCTTTCTGAAAAGCTTGAACAGCTTTTACAGCACCACCAACATCACCCTTAACCAGAATAAAAGCATTAGTACCAGTTAGGAGTGATTGTAGGTCTGACCAAGAGCTGTCACCATCAATAGCGCGACGCATCAAGGTGTTCTTAGTTACCTTGCAAATACCATTGCTAGCTCTAAGACGAGTTCTTAAATCAGATATTTCCTTAATGGAAAGACCCTGATAATCAAGAACCAATGCCATTTCCGATTGGTCAAGAAGCTGTTTAAGCTCATTGACGATCTGTTGCTTGTTCTCCAGCGTGCGGCCCATAAGATTGGATCGGATCGTAGGAACAAAACAAGCTGGACACACGGCTAACAGTTTCTAAAAAGAAACAAGGCCGCATAAAAATCTGCCCAAGAGGGAAAACTTCGCGTGAACCTCAGTAGGATTTAGAACCGTGGACTGCTAATGAAGTCCTCAGCAACCTACTATCTTAGGTTAATCGCGTGCCCATTGGCTTTCGCCAGCTTTGGAGTCTACAACAGAGTCTCAAGCCCCTTGCTTGAGATCTTGTAACATGGCTACATCAACTGCTACAGCAGGTCCCATTGTAGAGGTTACATATAAACTCTTCCAATAGCGTCCCTTCGCACCACTGGGTTTGTTGCGATCAATGGTCTCCTGTAATGTTTTCAAATTACCTAGTAAGGCTTCCGTACTGAAACTTGCTTTACCAAAACGTACGTGGACAATACCACTGCGATCCGCCCTAAATTCTAATTTCCCAGCTTTAAATTCCTTAATTGCTGCAGTGAGATCCGTGGTTACTGTCCCAGCTTTAGGGTTAGGCATTAACCCTCGGGGACCTAAGACTCGACCTAATTTTGCAACCTTAGGCATCATATCAGGTGTAGCAATTAATAGATCAAAACCCATCTCACCTTTTGCGATGTTTTCTACTAGTTCCTCATCACCAGCCAGATCGGCTCCAGCCGATTTTGCCTCCGCAACCTTTTCTCCACGTGCAATCACAGCTACGCGTACAGTTTGGCCAGTACCTGCAGGAAGAGTAACAGTAGTCCGTAGTTGTTGATCTGTATATTTTGGATCAATTCCTAGACGAGCATGAGCTTCTATAGTTTCATCAAACTTTGCAGTAGCATTTTGTTTAACTAGGTTAAGAGCCTCGACAGGTTCGTAAACTCTATCCTCAACAATTGCAAGGAGAGTTGAAAAGCGTTTGGAAATTTTGGCCATAGAAAGTGTGGGGTACTAACGACAGGATCAGACCGTAAAATCATGACCCGTAGTCTCCCCCTAATAGGGTGAATGTGTAAAGAAAGGTTAAAGGATGTCTAAGCGGTAATTTGAATTCCCATATTACGTGCCGTACCTTCAATGATGCGCATTGCTGACTCAATAGTGGTACAGTTTAAATCCGGTAACTTGGTCTTAGCAATTTCTTCAAGCTGAAGACGACTAATACTACCTACTTGTTGCTTTGATGACAGACTTGCCCCTTTATCGATACCGGCAGCCTTGGTAATCAAAACGGATGCTGGTGGGGTCTTGGTAATAAAAGTAAAGCTACGATCTTCAAAAACTGAAATTTCAACCGGAATTATGTAGCCAACTTTGTCTTGAGTACGAGCATTATACTCTTTGCAGAATGCCATAATATTTACCCCATGTTGACCTAATGCAGGTCCTACAGGGGGAGCAGGATTAGCCTTGCCGGCCTGAAGAGCCAGTTTAATGACTGCAGTAATTTTTTTTGCCATAGTCTGGGAAAAAGAATAAGACACCCTAAAGAGGGAGGTGCTGGAGATCCCCTAGTTTATAGCCAGGTTAGCGAAGGAGCGTCCCCAGTTCGGTAACATGTATTATGGTCATCTTCTTACAAAGAGTAGCCACAGTTGATGACTTAGTTAATTTTGTTTATTGACCTGAGAAAATTCTAACTCAACTGGAGTTTCCCGACCAAAAATCGACAATAATGCCTTTAGTTTACTACGCTCTCCTGATACTTCGATTACTTCTCCTTGAAAATCTTTAAAAGGGCCACATGTCACCAATATCCGATCCCCTTCGACAATATCTACTTTTACCACTGTACTCTTTTCCAAAGCACGCTTAAATATACGGTCTACCTCTCGACCACTTAAAGGCATCGGATTAATATGTCCTCGAATGCGACTATTAACGCGTTGTTCTTCTTGACCTACAAAATTAATCACATTGGGAGTACTGCGTACAGCCATCATGGTATCCTCGTCGAGTATCATTCGGACTAGGATATAGCCGGGAAAAACCTTTTCTTCTACAGATTGTCGAGAACCATCCTTTTTTATCTTGATTGCTGGTGTTTGAGGAATAGCAATTTCCAAGATCCGATTATTTACCCCTAATGTAATAGCTCGTTGTTCAAGTGTAGCCTTGACTTTTTTTTCACAACTAGATGCTACTTGTACCACATACCAACATGCGTGGGAGATATTAATATTTTCTGGATCTAATGAATCCAGGTCAGAATCCAGTTCCCAATCTTCTAAATCATAAGACCCCTCATCAGATTTTAAATTTATAGCAGTGTTCTTAGGTGTAAAATCGGTGTTAGGCACGGTACTTTAGGTAAAATCTCGTTGGCAAAGTAAAGATAAAGAAGAATTTACCCTAGAGGAATATTTGCTGTGAACTCCAGCCATAAAAATTATCCACAGCAGCAATAGCTATTGCTGATAAACCAACAATAATTATAACTATTATAGATTCACTAAGAATTTGCTGACGACTGGGCCAAACTACAAGCTGAAGTTCACTAAGGATAGAATTTAAAAGACCAGGTTTTGACAGAGGGGATGATGATAAACGAGATACGACATCGGTCTTATCTTCGGGGGAATGGGGGTTAGTCACGAAAGTACTATGGAGAGGGTGAATCTATCTGTACCGACAGGGAAAAATCTTACCTCATACCTCTGTTTTAACCATGTTGAGGGCGAAAGGATAGTACTTGGCTGTTGTTTCCACTTGGAAGTACTTTGATGCCTATAGCATCCCGGAAATGATCTTCCAGTAATTGGGTAGCAAGGGGATTTTCAATCTTACGACGTATTATACGTCGTAAGGGACGAGCACCATATTCTGGTTCATAGCCTTGCCGTGCTAATTGATAAACTACAGATTCTTCTATCTCTAGTCGCAGCCCCTCTTCCATTAGCAACTCTGCTAAGCTCGCTAACTGTAATCGCACAATATGCTGAAGATCCACTAATGTTAAGGGATGAAAACGGATTACCTCATCAATACGATTTAAAAATTCTGGTCGGAATTGTTTATTTAGGGCAGCTTCTATAGCTAACTCACAATTATCATCTGCTGTCTTACTTTTTTCTTGTTTTGCTCTGTTGAGAATAGCCTTCCCCGCTAAGTTGCTAGTCATTACTATAACTGTATGTTGAAAGTCTACAGTTCGGCCTTGAGAGTCTGTTAGTCGTCCATCATCAAGCACTTGAAGCAATAAATTAAAAACATCAGGGTGAGCCTTTTCTACTTCATCTAATAAAAGAACAGCATAAGGATGTTGACGTACTGCTTCAGTCAGTTGTCCACCTTCTTCGTATCCAATATATCCGGGAGGAGCCCCCAACAGCCTGGCCACAGCGTTACGTTCCATAAACTCGCTCATATCGAGTCGTATCAATGCTTCATCTTCATCGAAAAGAGCTGCAGCTAAGGCTTTAGCTAACTCGGTTTTCCCCACGCCAGTAGGGCCTAAAAACAAAAATGATCCTACCGGCCTATAAGGATTTTTCATTCCTGCCCTTGCCCGCCGAATTGCAGCAGCAACAGCAAATACTGCTTCTGGTTGACCAATTACCCTCTCTCGCAAACGTTCCTCTAAATCAAGTAATTTTTGACGTTCATCTGATAGTACTCGTTGAACGGGAATGCCCGTCCAACGAGCTACGATTCTTGCAATATCAGATTCTTCTACTTGTTCGCGTAAGAGAATATTACCATTTAACAAAGTTTCGTTGAAACTTTGCTCTAAATCCACCCTACTGTTTTGTATCTTGCTCAATTGATTTACCTGTAAGTATTTAGCTTCTTCAAGGTTTCCTTCTTCTCGAGATCGGTGAATTGCAGATCTCAAAGCTTCGTCCTCTTCTTGTAAATACTGTAAATTAGACAATCGTTCTTTTTCTCGCTCCCATTGTTCGTAGAGGGCCATCAAGCGTGCAGAAGTTGACTGCTGTTGATGTTGTAATTGTCTTTGATCTATCCCTAAAATCCCTTCTGTTGCGATCAATTCTGCTTTTAATCTTGCTAATTCTGTTTCAACTTCCTCAATTAAGTGTGGTTGAGATGTTATATTCATTTTTAATTCGGCAGCTGCTTCATCAATTAAGTCAATAGCTTTGTCTGGTAAGCAACGATCACTAATATAACGCGCTGCAAGACGATTAGCTGCGACGATCGCTCTATCAGTAATGGTAATCCCATGATGTAATTCATAACGCCCTTTAAGACCTCGAACAATTTCTATACTAAGTTCTTCCGAGGGTTCTTTAATAATTATCTGTTGAAATCGACGATTCAGGGCAACATCTCTCGCGACTGTACGACGATAATGTTCAGGCGTTGTAGCGCCAATACAACGCAGTTCTCCACGAGCTAACGCAGGTTTTAAAAGGCTACTAGCATCAGCAGTAGAACGGTCACTATTGACGAAGCTATGTAATTCGTCAATAAAAAGCACGACTCTTTTCTCTGGATTATTAATCTCATTAAGTAAGTTTCGTAATCGTTCCTCAAATTGGCCTCTAAATTTAGTACCTGCGACTAAAGTACCGATATCAAGAGCGATTAATCGTAATCCCTTGAGTGGAGTAGGAACTTTTCCAGCTACGATTCTTTGCGCTAAGAGTTCAACGGTCGCTGTTTTTCCTACCCCAGGAGCTCCGATTAATACCGGATTGTTTTTTCCACGTCGAGAAAGTACCTGAATTAGACGTCTAATTTCATTATCGCGGCCAATTACAGGGTCTAAAAGTCCATCACGAGCTGCTGCTGTCAAATCTCGACCAAAATTTTCTAACGCAGAGAATGTACTTTCCGTTATAACTTCGAGATTCAATTCTTTTTTATCATTTGCTGTGTCTTGTACCTGTTTCGCAACCTTCTGGGGAATTTGTGATGTACTGTCTGACCACATTGGATTAGAGTTACTAACATTTACTCTGGGTTTTACAGGTATTTGATTGTTAACTATCAGCGATGTATCTTGTCTCTTTATGTTCAGATGAGATACGTTTTGGGTCTGTCTTAAAGGTGACATAGCCTTACGCAGATATCTCAGTAACTGTTTCTCACTTAAACCCACATCTATCAATAATGCTTTTGCAATACGAGTTTCCGTGAATAGTACTCTGAGAATATGTGGTATATCGATGAATCTTGAACCCCACCTTCTACGATAGTGGTCCGCTGTATCTATTAACTCTTCTAGCGCAATCCCAATAAATAGTTCTTCTGTATCATCGAATGGTTGCTCAGAGCAAAAAGCTTCTATCTTGTCTAGTATCGTACTTACATTGGCCGGAAAATCTTTTATCCAGTAGTAGAAATTAGGATTATTGAAGAGAACATATAAGATGTGTTCAACATCTAAATATATATGATTCCAATTACGAGCTTCGTTTTGAGCTGCTAGTATCAAGTTCCATCCTGCCTCACTAAAGTGATTAGGGCTATTTATTAAGCTTCTCTCGACTCGAGATTCATATGGGAACATTAGTCTACATTATTTAATAATAAGAGATTGAGTTGATTGTACAACCTGACCATCCCGATACTTGAGTGCTATACTCGATTTACCTTAATTAAACACTAAAAGTAACTCTAGCAATTATTTGGCTTTTTACCAAGCAGAATAATCATGAAAAATGATTCTGTTACGCAAGCTGTGACGTGACTCTTGTGTTAAGATACACAAACGCTATTAGCAGGTTTGATCTGTCACGATAAAGAACCTTAAATGTGAAACTTCCTAACTAGCTTAAGATAAAATATTCTATCTATTTTCCGTGTCTTCTTTGAGTAAATATGGGGTTATTGAAAAAGTATAATTCCGTCTTTTAACATTGCTGGAGAGTTACGAGCCATAATGATACGTTCATGAGAGTATACATTACTACAAATTGAGGTTGTTAATATAGTTAATGGTCGAAATAATTGGCGAAGAAGATAAAGACAGGATGAAAATAGAAAATAAACGTAGACAATTAGATCATTTTCTCGTAATCAAAAACCTGCCCTCATAATTGAGAGCTTCGATTGCTACCTTGGTTGGCTTCAGTTTATGAGGACTAACTACTAATTGTCCAGTTGTCACTATTGCCATCGCTTCACAATAATTATGTCCCAGATGGTATAGATAAGAACAATCAGTGTTTTCAACGTTTGAGAATTGAATTAAGAATCCAAGATTCGCTATAGGATCTTAGAATCTTTTATAAAGAACTGAGTGATTGACTCTCTGAAACTTGTTATTGACACAATAATAGCCCGGGAAGTATTGGACTCCCGAGGTAATCCAACAGTTGAAGCTGAGGTTTTACTTGGAACCGGGATAAGTGGTCGCGCTATGGTACCCAGCGGAGCCAGTACAGGTGCTCATGAGGCACACGAACTGAGAGATGGTGGGACAAAATATTTTGGCAGAGGGGTAACCAAAGCTGTTGCCAATATTGAAACGAGAATTGCTCCAGCACTATGTGGTCTTAGTGCATTAGATCAAATGAATATTGACAGTGCAATGGCTAAAATAGATAATACGGATGATAAATCCTCCTTAGGTGCGAATGCCATTTTAGCTGTAAGTTTAGCAACCGCTAGAGCCGCTGCTAATAGCGTTGGTCTTCCTCTTTATCGATACTTAGGTGGTCCCATGGCAAATTTATTACCTGTGCCTTTAATGAATGTAATTAATGGTGGGGCTCATGCTTCTAATAATTTAGACTTCCAAGAGTTCATGATAGTTCCTCACGGTGCTCAAACATTTCGGGAAGCACTCCGAATGGGTGCTGAAGTCTTTCATACTCTAAAGGATATTCTCACATCTAGGACTTTATCAACCAGTGTGGGTGATGAAGGTGGTTTTGCACCTAACTTGAATAGCAACGATGAGGCAGCCAAAATACTAATAGAATCTATAGAAAAAGCAGGCTACACCCCTGGTACACAGATAGCCTTAGCTTTAGATGTTGCCAGTACAGAATTTTACAAGGATAACCACTATTGTTTTGGGAAAGAGAAATACTCTAGTTTTGACATGATTACCCAGCTTGAAAATTTAGTAAAGAACTACCCAATTGTGTCTATTGAAGACGGATTAGCTGAAGATGATTGGGAAGGATGGAAATTACTAACCAATCGTCTAGGTAAAGAGATTCAGTTAGTGGGGGATGATCTCTTCGTCACTAACAGTAAACGATTGCTTAAAGGAATTAGAGAGGGCGTAGCTAACTCAATTCTCATTAAAGTGAATCAGATCGGTTCTTTAACAGAAACTCTCGATGCAATTGAACTAGCCAATCGAGCTTCTTACAGTAGTGTAATCAGTCACCGTAGCGGGGAAACTGAAGATACGATAATCGCAGATCTAGCAGTTGCATCCCGAGCAGGTCAAATTAAAACAGGATCTTTAAGCCGTAGTGAACGCATAGCTAAGTACAATCAACTGTTAAGGATAGAAGATGAGTTAGGTAATCAAGCTAGATATGCGGGTACGACTGGCCTTTTCAATTTTAGAGTATAGGCACTGCTATTATTTAGTACCGCTCTTGCGTTGATTACATATAGCAAGGCTGCTTACTAAAAAGAATAATTTAGATACAGTGAGCACGATAAGTGGATATAAGATCTAAATAAAGTTCGGTAGACATGAGAAATGCCATTTTGCACTCGTTGACATAAAACTCTATAATGTACTCGAACAGTTGAATAATTACCTTATCATTTACGAAAACCTTTTGAAGTTTGATTGACAATGTTTGACTAGTCCTTTGCTATTCTGACTAGATATTATAATGATTTATCCTTCGCCATAGTATTAGGCCCTATTAACGTAATTTATTCGTGAACTCTCAGCGTTTACTTTATAAAAGTAGCCTATAATTTGAGGTTAAATGATAGAAACGCCACCGCGCTCCTGTAACATCATATCATCGAACATAAGTATATTTTCTTTATATGAAAATCAACAGCTATAAGCTTATTTTAATGAATGATACTCCCTTAGAAATGAAGTTTTTGAGTTAAGGAGAATCTCTGAATTGATTCAATAGTATTGCGATTCGTAGCCGTAATTGATCAACTTGATCTTGAGCTGTATCCAAGGTGTAATTTGCGTCTTCTATAGCAAAGTCCTTATCTGATCCAGATTCTGTATTGATGATATTACGATCTTCCTCCATCATCTCAGCCTCTAATCGTACCTCCTCAATAAATAATTCCCATGCCTGGCAAGCTTTTTCCGGAGCCTCTTGAAGTAGAGTACTAATATTCGCAGTTGTTTGTGTAAGAGATGACCCCAATCGAAATACTAATCTATTTAAGCTTGCTTGAAACAAAGACTCAGGAGAACTCATAAATAGATTTAGTGATACACGAACTCTGACAGATTTGTCTTCAAGAACAAAGCAGATATTTGGCTTAGTTAAAGAGTTATTATTTTCTTTCTGGAAAACAGCAAATTTTTTAATCATTTATAGATTATTTATTCAAAGTGCTTAGCATTGCACGTATCAGTATTAAAATCAGAACCACTACTGCAAAATTTCACTTTATATAATATCTGCAATATTGTTGCAAATTTAATTTACTTGTAAATCATAGCAAAATTTGCTCATAGACCAACTTCGATTTGTTACTTAAATTTTCCGTGTCGTCTTTCTAACGTTTTCCATTTACTACCCGGAAAAGATCGTTTTGGAAAGATTTTTTCTGATGCATACCGGTCATTAATACGATGAGAAATCAATCGTTGTACAATCGTATTGCCCATGGAAAAGTAGAAACTTAAAAAGATAGGCACAAACCATGTTTTAGACAAAAGCAATCTCTAGCTCAGTGAAGTTTCCACAGAATCATAATTTATTGGATAACCATCCCTGATCATGGAATCATTATAGTAACCCGAAATAGTACCACGTATAGCTCACTGTTAAGGAGTAGCAATTTCTTCACAGGATATTTGCCAAGTCCATTACTCTACGAGGAGTTTCTGCAAAAAATATCTACGAAGTACAAAAGTAATCATTTATATGAATACAAAAGGATTTAAATAAAAAAAAAACTACAATATAACCAGGCTGGAAGAACAATCGACTGTAATCTTAGTGAAATTGAGAGTGTAATTAATCTCTAGTCACCATAATTCGGAGACAGGCATTCCTCCTTACAAGTTACGCAATCCTATCGTGCATTAAATTCTGGAGCTTACGCAATATATATTTCTCAATATACTAGGCATAATTCTTCAGTAAGTGGGCCTCCTGAGAAAAACTGTAAGATGGAGAAACGATCTCTTAAACTCTTTAATAATAAAAGAGGATAATTTACTACTGATCTAGACTGTTTAGCATTTCTACGACAACTTTGTTTGTAATTTTGGGATCAGCTTTTCCACCAGTCTGTTTCATTAGTTGTCCAACAAAAAAGCCCTGAAGCTTTATCTTGCCATTGCGAAAAGCCTGTACTTCCTCAAGGTATGATACCATTAAGTTATTCATTATACTCCTGAGCTCATCAATATCGCTAATCATTTCTAACCCACGCTCTGCAACCATAGTTGCAGGCGAACCCCCTTTCTCGATTAGTTCAGGAAGAATATCTTTGGCAATCTTGCCACTAATTGAACCACTGCTGATTAATTTAACCAATTCAGCAAGTTGACTGGGATACAGTTTGATATCTTGAATAGTTATCTTATTAGAGTTAAGATAAGCCGAAATATCCCCCATTAACCAATTAGCTAATATTTTAGGGTCTGCCCCCGATGCAATGGCGGACTCAAAATATTCAGCCATTGGTAGTTCATCTGTCAGGACTCGAGCATCATAAATAGATAATCCTATCTCTTCTAGATAACGATGACGTTTACTTGCTGGTAATTCTGGCAACTCACAAATCCAATTTAGACGACGAGCCTGTTCAATTTCGATTGGACCTAAATCCGGATCAGGGAAATACCTATAATCACTAGCAACTTCTTTGCTACGCATACTAGTAGTAATTTGTTTACTTTCATCCCATAATCGAGTCTCTTGGACAATTTTTTCGCCGTCTGTCAGCGCCTTGATTTGTCGAGCAATCTCATATTCACAAGCTTTCTGAATTGCTGAGAAAGAATTCATATTCTTAATTTCTATCTTAACCCCAAAAGGAGCATGATGTCCTTGACGTACAGAGATATTAACGTCACAACGCAATGAGCCTTCCTGCATATTTCCATCACTCACTCCAAGATAGCGAACGATACGCCGGATCTCTGCAGCATACTCAGCCGCCTCTCTGCCAGTTCGGAGATCTGGTTTAGAGACGATCTCAGCTAAAGCAATCCCTGCACGGTTGTAATCTACTAGTGAATATCGACTACCAGATAAACTATCACTACCCACATGCACTAGCTTGCCTGCATCTTCTTCCATATGTAAACGCTCAATACCAATTTTTTTTATGTAAGTTTCTTTGCCCTTCTCAGATACTTCAACTTCAATCCAACCATCCTCTGCGATTGGCTCATCATATTGAGAAATTTGGTAATTCTTCGGTAAATCAGGATAAAAGTATTGTTTACGGTCAAATTTACTATGTTCTGCAACTTTGAGATTTAGAGCCAGTGCAGCTTTTACAGCATATTCAAGTACTTTTCTATTGAGTACCGGTAGTGTGCCTGGTAAACCACAAACTATTGAATTAATGTTGGTATTGGGATCATCACCAAAATTAGTCGAAGCTTGGGTAAAAATCTTGCTAGCAGTTCCTAATTGGACATGAGTTTCGAGACCAATAACGGCTTCCCATCCCTCTTGACCTTTTACGGCTGCCATGTTGTTTCTCCCAAATGTATTGCTTGATTGATTATATGCAGTGACGGGGAGAAATACTAACAACCCCAGTTTCAACTCGCAGCGTAAAAAATTGAGTTCAATTAGTATTCAGTCATCGACTCTTCTGCCAACCTACTAGCAGGCAAGTAATATTCCGGCGTTCCTTTATGCTTTTATTTTGTATATCCCGACTTGTCATTTCAGCACAAAGAAAACAGTATTCTTTTATTTTTCAGTGCGCCAGCTATAATCAGAAGGTATCCAGTCAGTAACTTCAGATACTTCAAACCAAAGGGCAATTTCTGAAAGTGCTGTTTCGGGACCATCTGAACCGTGGATAACATTACGCCCAATATCAATTGCTAGGTCACCGCGAATAGTACCTGGCTCGGATTGGAGGGGATTTGTGGCCCCTATCAGTTTGCGCGCGCTAAGGATTACTCCTTCCCCCTCCCATACCATTGCCACTACTGGTCCACTGGTAATGAAATTCACTAGAGTTGAAAAAAAAGGTCGCTCTTTGTGGACAGCGTAATGCTGTTCAGCAAGAGACTGACTAGGGATAAGTTGTTTAAGTCCCACTAACTTAAAACCTTTACGTTCAAAACGACTAATGATTTCACCAACAATTCCTCGTTGCACTCCATCTGGCTTTATCGCAATAAAAGTCCGCTCTGCGGCCATAGAGAAAATCACAAGAATCTTCATCGTGTATGGTTGCCCTGCCTATTGGCAAGCCTTTTTCTCAAGTAGCAAAATAAGATCTTGGTGCTTCTATCCAAATTCTATTCAAGCTCACTGACTAGACAGCCTTCGTAATCATTATGCTTATTATGAACTCCACCGCAGAAGGCTGGACTGCTACAGATGGGGCCACACTATACGGTGTTGAGCAATGGGGTAAACCCTACTTCAATGTTAGTGGTCAAGGAAATATCATTGTTCAACCGCGCGGTAGCTTTCACGACTCAGTCGATTTAGTAAAGATAGTGAAGGAACTACAAGATCGTAGTTTATCCCTACCTTGTATAATTCGTTTTGATGATATTCTGGAGGACTGTCTTAAAAGACTTAATACTGCTTTTGAAAATGCTATTAGTCAATATGGCTATGGCGGCTGTTACAGGGGCGTTTTTCCAGTTAAATGCAACCAACAACGTTATCTATTAGAACAACTTGTTGAAAGTGGTCGGAGATGGCATTTTGGTTTAGAAGCTGGTAGCAAAGCAGAATTGCTAATAGCCTTATCATTACTAGATGATCCTGATGCTCTCCTCATTTGTAATGGGTACAAAGATAGAAGCTATATTGAAACAGCAATCTTAGCTCGCCAACTTGGACGCAATCCTATTCTGGTAATTGAACAACCGGATGAAGTACGAAGAATTATTGAAGTTAATCATAACTTGGATACTGCACCGCTTATTGGCATACGAGCCAAACTTGCCACTCACAGTATAGGTCGTTGGGGAAGCTCTGTCGGAGAAAGAGCAAAGTTTGGTCTAGCAATTCCAGATATTATTGCAGCAGTAGAGATGTTAAAAACAGCAGACTTGTTAGGATCTTTATGCTTATTACACTTTCATATTGGTAGCCAAATAAGTGACATAGCTGTTTTGAAAGATGCATTACAAGAAGCCGGACAAATTTATGTACAGTTAACAGAGTTAGGAGCACCTATGGGATACTTAGATGTAGGAGGTGGCCTTGGTATTGACTACGATGGTAGTCGTACAGCTACAGCTGCTTCAACAAATTACTCCTTACAAAATTATGCGAACGATGTAGTAGCAACAATACAAGAGTGTTGTTCTTCTCATTCTATTCAGTTGCCTACTCTAATTACGGAGAGCGGTCGTGCTATCGCTAGTCATTGTTCTGTTCTTATCTTTAATGTCCTTGGAACTGGATCAGTACCGGCCGAGATTCCAGAATTAACAGAAAACGAGCCTCTAACTGTAAGGAACTTAAGATATACCCTTGCAAATATTACCTTAGAGAACTTGCAGGAAATTTGGAATGATGCTCTCAAATTTAAAGAGGATGCGCTTTATGCTTTCCGCCTAGGTTACTTAAGTTTAGAAGACCGAGCAAAAGCAGAGCAATTAACATGGGCATGTGCGGAACGGATTGCTAGTCTTGCTACTTATCTAAATCCTGCTGATTTACCTGACGGTCTCAAAAGTCTTCAATTAAGTCTTGCTAATACTTATTATGCAAACCTTTCTATTTTCCGCTCTGCTCCAGACACTTGGGCTATTGGACAATTATTCCCTATTTTACCGATTCACCGACTAAATGAGCGGCCTATGTACTTAGGTCGTTTTGCAGATCTCACCTGTGACTCCGATGGAAAGCTTGCTCGTTTTATAGACAAAGGTCATGTGAAAACCCTCCTGGAATTACATAAGTACAAAGAAAATGAACCCTACTTAATTGGTCTATTCCTAGGTGGAGCGTATCAAGAAGTTATGGGCAACTTTCATAATTTGTTTGGAACTACTAACTCTGTTCATATACGACTAGGCAGTAATGGGAATTATCACTTTGATAACATAGTAAAAGGTAGTACAAATGCTGAAACATTACAAGCAATGGAACATGATCCTGATTTACTTATTGAGCGCTTAAAACTAGCCAGCGAGATAGCCATGAAGAAAGGTAATATTACAATTAATGAAGCTCAAGCTTTGATAAACCACTTAAAGACCAGTTTATCTGAAATAACCTATCATTTACAGTAGGTAAGGTTTAAGAATGATATCAGCTCTTGTTTGGCTATTTGCAATGCATGTTCAAATGATTCCTTATCACGACCTCCAGCTTGAGCAATGCTAGGGCGCCCGCCGCCTCCACCTCCACAAATCTTAGCTATAGATCCCACAAACTTACCAGCATGTTGCCCTATATTAACAACATTCTTGCCAAATACTGCTACAAAGTTGACTTTCCCCGATTCCGACACACTACCTAAGCATATAGCGCTATTATCTCCTAACTTTTCTTGTAATTCCTTTGCTGCCGTTTGAAGAAGTGAGGCTTCTACTTCGTTTAGTGATGCGACTAAAATCTGAAAATCATTTACATTTTCAACATTAGAAATGAGTGCCATTGCTTGACTAGAGACTAATGTCGAACGTGCAAGTGTTAACGATTTATTAGTGGCTTTTAGCTCTTCTTGTAGTGTCTCAATTCGTGTAACTAGCTGATGAACTGGGACTTTTAATTGATCTCCAAGTTCCTTTGTTAATGCATCTCGTTCATTCAGATAAGGTAGTACTGCAGTACCTGCAATCGCTTCAATACGGCGTATACCTGATGCAACACCGGCCTCAGATATTATCTTAAATAAACCTATTTCTCCAGTATTAGTCACATGAGTTCCCCCGCATAGTTCCATTGATAATCCGGGAACATCTATAACTCGCACCTCGGCACCATATTTCTCTCCAAACATAGCAATAGCACCTTTAGCTTTAGCTTGTTCCAATTTCATTTGAGAAACTTCTAACAAGTGAGACTCGGCAATCCAGTCATTAATTAGATTTTCAATGTCATTCAACTTATCAACAGGAATATGATCAGAATAGTGAAAATCAAAGCGAAGATGATCAAAATCAACTAAAGAACCTGCTTGTGTAATAGATGAATCTATTAACTTCTTCAAAGCGGCTTGAAGTAAGTGTGTAGCAGTATGATGAGCTTGTACTTTACGACGGAGACGGTAATCTACCTGGGCCCTTACTGCATCTCCTATGCGAACCTTTCCTGCTTGAATTCTACCGCTGTGTACAAACAATCCCCGGCAACGAAAAACACTGTCTATTGCTATTTTTAGATTTCGCGTATCGGAAGGTAGTCCAGTTATGGTTCCCCTATCACCTACCTGACCTCCTGACTCTCCATAAAAGGGTGTGGCATCTAATACAAGTCCTACAACATCATCTTCACTGGCCTCTTGTACTACTTCTCCATTAACAATTAAAGCAATAATATGACTAGAATACTCTAAGACATCGTAGCCATAAAATTTGGTACCCTCTATGTTGTCAGCAATTTTGTCAATAACACTCTGCACCGTAACATCAATATTTATCTTGGCCTCTTTTGCCCTTTGGCGTTGAGCATTCATAGCTGATTCAAAACCAGCTACGTCTACCGTTAAACCATTTTCTTCTGTAATCTCTTGTGTTAACTCTAATGGAAACCCATATGTATCATAAAGTTCAAATGCTTGCTCACCAGAAATATATTTAGAGTTCGACTCAATTAATTCTGCTAAAAGTTTTTCACCCCGCTCTAAAGTTCCTAAAAACCGAGCTTCTTCCCTTTCGAGTTCATTGAGAATGGTTTGTTTTCTTATATTGAGTTGAGGGTATGTTTTGACCATTAATTCAATGGACGCCTTACCAATAGTAACTAGAAAAGGCTTGTTGATACCGACTAATCGGCCATGCCGAACGACTCTCCGAAGAAGACGCCGAAGAATATACCCTCTACCTAGGTTAGATGCGGTAACACCATCAGACACTAAATGAATTATGGCACGGCAGTGGTCTCCTATTATTTTCAAAGAAGCCTTACTTTTTTCGTCTGCATACATATAATTTATCTTAGCCAATTTTGCTGCTTTTTCTACCAGAGGATATATTAAATCCGTCTCATAATTATTTGATTTTTTCTGCAAAATTTGGGCCATACGCTCTAGTCCCATACCGGTATCGATATTTTTCGTTGCTAAAGGCGTTAAATGTCCATTCGCATCTCGATTTGATTCCATAAAGACCAAATTATAAAATTCGATGAAGCGAGTATCATCTTCTAAATTGATATTGTCATCACCTAAGTGGGGAGTAAAGTCATAATAAATTTCTGAACAAGGGCCACACGGACCCGTTGGACCAGCAGCCCAGAAATTGTCAAAAGCACCCATTCGGATGATTCTTTTCGGACTAACTCCAATAATATTTTCCCAGATATTAGCAGCTTCATTATCTTCATCAAATACACTGACTACTAAATTCGCAGGATTTAGCGCAAATACTTGGGTTGAAAGTTCCCAGGCCCAGCTAATAGCTTGCTGTTTAAAGTAATCACCAAAAGAGAAATTGCCAAGCATTTCAAAGAATGTGTGGTGTCTTGCTGTACGCCCAACATTCTCGATATCGTTAGTCCTGATGCATTTCTGTGCAGTAGTTACCCTGAGTGCTGGTGGTTTTTGTTGACCTAGGAAAATAGGTTTAAACGGAAGCATACCAGCAATTGTTAGCAATACTGTTGGGTCATCTGGTATCAGAGAAGCACTTGCCATTCTCTGGTGGCCTCGCTTCGCAAAAAAATCCAAAAATGCTTCACGGATTTCATCTCCCGTGAGAGGTATACGGGTGAGATATGTATTTGAAGAAGTCAAGGCAGTAACCAGGTAAAAGTCGAGGAGAGACTCCGAGTTGCCATAATGGCTCCTGAAGTAGATCTACTTCTAGTGCTGCGGCTTGAGCTTAATAGCTTGAGGTGGTTAATCTTACTGATTAACCATGCCAATTTCTGCAGATTGATAAATATTGGACTTCGTTTCTGAGTGGTGATTATAAAAAATATACGAGTACTGTACCTCTATGGAGAAGATTGATGACACAGTATTTGATGAAAATTTTCTAAAATTAAAAGTGTCTTCAATTAATTTTTATGATCACATCCGTTGATATCGAATCTCGTCTCTCTCTGCAGTATGAGCAGATTGGGGGCGACACCAGCACAATTCGTTCACTCGACTGGGATAGAAGTCGATTTGATATAGAATTTGGATTGCGCAATGGTACTACTTACAACTCGTTTATAATAGAAGGTAAGTCCTTAGCTTTGGTTGATTCTAGCCATGCAAAATTCCGAGGTACTTGGATTCCTTTATTGCAAACGTATGTAGAGACTACGAAAATTAATTACTTGATTGTTTCACATACTGAACCAGATCATTCAGGATTAATTAGTGATGTAATTGAATTGAACCCGGATATAGAAATTATAGGGTCTAAAGTTGCTATTCAATTTTTGAAGAATCAAATACATCGGCCATTTAAAAGCAGAGCTGTTAAAAGTGGAGATGAGTTGGATTTAGGTATCAACCCTAATAGTGGAATACATCATCGAATTGAATTTCTTAGTGCCCCAAATTTGCATTGGCCTGACACTATCTTTTCCTTTGATCACGGGAGTAATATCTTATTTACCTGTGATGCCTTTGGACTCCATTATTGTTCTGATGATATCTTCGACGTAGACCCTGGAGCGATTGCCTCAGATTTTCGATTTTATTATGATTGTCTAATGGGGCCAAACGCGCGTAGTGTATTACAAGCCCTTAAAAGGATGCAAAGCTTACCAGAGATTAATATGATTGCAACTGGTCATGGCCCCCTTCTTCAGCAACATCTTAATCTTTGGTTAAGAGGATATGAGGAGTGGAGCAAACAGAAAAGTCTGGATGTAAACTATGTCGTCATCTGCTATATTAGCCAATATGGTTTTTGTGACCAACTAAGTCAAGCAATTGCTCATGGTGTTAGTAAAGCCGAGATACAAGCACAATTATTAGATTTACGTGGTACAGATGTCCATGAGCTCACAGCGTTAGTTTCTGAAGCTCAAACGATTGTAATACCCACCTGGCCTAACCAGCCCGATACGGAGATGCAACAATCTATTAGTACCTTATTTGCAGCCCTTAATCCAAAGCAGTTAGTAGCTGTTTACGATGCTTATGGTGGAAATGATGAACCAATTGATACTATTGTGGAAAAATTACGGAATATCGGGCAGAAGAGCCCTTTTGATCCATTGCGTATACGTCAAACTCCCGATGGGAACGATTATCAACGTTGTGAAGAAGCAGGTACTGACTTAGGTCAGTTGCTTGCACGTAAAAAGAATATTGCAATCATGAAATCTCTCGATGGAGATCTAGATAAGGCATTAGGACGTCTTAGTGGGGGGCTTTACGTTGTTACAGCTCAACAGGAAGATCGTAGTAGTGCAATGGTTGCTAGTTGGGTAAGTCAAGCAAGCTTTGACCCTCCTGGTTTAACTGTAGCAGTGGCAAAAGATCGAGCAATTGAAGCGTTAATGCAAGTAGGAGACCACTTTATCCTTAACATATTGAATAGTAAGAATTATCAGCCACTAATACGCCATTTTCTAAAGCGTTTTCCTCCTGGCGCTGATCGTTTTAGGGGAATTAAGATATTAAACGATGCTTCGATTGGGGGCCCTGTCCTGGCTGATGCCTTAGCTTATTTAGATTGTGTAGTTTCTCAAAGAATGGAAGGTCCTGATCATTGGATTATCTATGCTCTTGTGAAAGCAGGAAATGTCTCAGATACTGAAGCCATTACAGCTATTCACCATAGAAAAGTCGGCAACCATTATTAATTTAGCAGTCATTAAATTAAGAGGCTTAGTAATAATAATAACATGCTATTTTCTGACTACTATACCATTAAACTGGAAGATAATCTTAATTTATCTCAGTACCTATGATCTCCTTATGGTTTAATTATTCAAAAAACTAGTCTTTTCAGTACTCTAGGGTGCTAGCTTTACTCAGAAGATATGCGAAGTAACTCGTATTACTTATGACTCACTATAAGCTTATTTAAAACACTATTATTCTAATGAACAACGCTAAGACTGTAATCTCATTACCAATCGAGCCTGGATTCCTTGCTTTACGAGGGTTAAGTCCGACACAACTTCGTTTTGGGATAGAGTACAGATTAGGAAGAGGAACTACCTCCAATAGCTTTCTATTTCTTCCTCACAACCAATCTCAGACTTTACTGGTACATCCACCTGGATATTCTTTCAGTGAACCTTATACTAAAGAACTGAATAAGATCCTCAAGCTTGCGGGCTTGAATAAAAACTCAATCATTTACCTTGTGATAGGTAACGTAAATCCAAATCGGATCATGTATTTACATGAACTGGTTGATCTATGGCCTAATATCATACTAATTACTTCTAACCCAGGGGCTCAATTACTTACAGCTTTATGGGATAAGCATCGCCCAAATTTAGGGACAGACAGTAAAGATATCTCTTCGAAGACATCTGTAACTTTACCTAAAATGGAGATAGTTAAGACAGAGGAAGTGAGAGAATTATCTTTTGGTCATCGAATCCGGTTAATACCTACTGCTACTCCGCGATGGCCTGAAGGATTAATGGTCTTTGAGGAATCGACAGGTTTATTAATGAGTGGCACATTTTTTGCTAGTCACATATGTACTGAGGTTTTTGCTGAAACTAATCGCTTAAGCACAGAAGAAGATCGTCGCTATTTTTATGATTGCTTGATGGCTCCGATGGCTCGTCAAGTAAACGCAATCGTTGAACGAGTTGAAGAACTTGATATTCGCTCAATTGCTCCTACTCATGGACCAGTGATTAGTGAAAGCTGGCGTAGCTTATTAAGCGATTACCGTCGATGGAGTGAGACTCAAGAGCGGTCAAAGATCAAGATAGGGTTGTTATTTGCTAGCGCTTATGGAAACACAGCGATTATTGCTGATGCTTTAGCACAAGGAATTTCACGAACGAAGGTTCAGGTAGAAATCCTCAATTGTGAATTTGCCAGCTCAACACAGATGTTGGATGTAATACACAAGTCGGATGCGTTGCTTATTGGGTCTCCGACGTTAGGAGGACATGCACCCACTCCTATCCTAACGGCGCTGGGAGCTATTCTGTCTGAAGGTAATCGCGATAAACCTATTGGGATATTTGGAAGTTATGGTTGGAGTGGCGAGGCAATAGATTTACTACAAACGAAACTAACAGATGGTGGCTTTACTTTCGCTTTTGATCCTATAAGAATTAAGTTTAGCCCAACTCCTGCTATGATAAAAACGATAGAAGAGACTGGAGTAGCCTTAGCACGTCGACTACAGAATGCTCAAAATAAACAAGAACGGTTAATATTTGCAAAATTCAACGATAGTAAAGATAGCTCTGCGATGCTAGCACTAGGTCGTGTCGTTGGACCACTTTGTATCTTAACAGTATCTAAGGGGGAAGGACTTGATCAAGTAGATGGAGCTATGGTGGCAAGCTGGGTGAGTCAAGCTAGTTTTAATCCACCAGGATTTACTGTAGCTGTTGCTAAAGACCGGTCTGTTGAAACATTACTACACATTGGAGACCGTTTTGTTATAAATATTCTAGCGAAAAGTAGAGAAACAGCATTGATGAAACAATTTTTACAGCCTTTTGAACCTGGAATTAACAGGTTTACTGGTCTTAATCTTGAAAAAACACCCAAGGGACAACTCTTAATTCCAGAAGCTCTTGCTTGGCTCGAATCGATTGTATGCCAGCGAATGGAATGCAATGATCATTGGGTAATTTATGCTCAAGTAGAACATGGTGGACTACTTGATGATCAATCAACGACAGCTGTTCACCAACGCAGAAGTGGGGCCAACTATTAATAAGTTAATTATTACTCTGATCTGGATAGCATACAACCTGGAAAAATCATACTTCATTCAAAAGATAGTACGACGAACTATGATAAAGCGTAATTGAGTTTCATTAATTTCATTAATTAGTCAATATATAGGTTCTGAAGATACTGAATAACAATTGAAGCTTTTAAGTTGATAGCCATCCGCCCTCCTGAAGTTTAGTTAAAGCTCGCACTAGAGCAAGCTCTTGATGACTTCGATGAGTACCACCTTGCGTATACAGAATATAGGGCTCTCTTAAGGGACCATCGGCAGAGAATTCACTCGTGCTACCATCAATAAAGCTACCGCCTGCCATAATTAGCTCATTAGAATATCCAGGCATATCTGCTGGTACAGGATCTAAATAGGCACCTACCGGAGAGCTAGCTTGGAAAGCGCGACACACAACTTTAAGAGATTCTGCTGACCCTAAACATACTGCCTGAATGATATCACTACGGTTACCACCTGGTAGGGGATTTACTTGATAGCCAATAGATGAAAATACTGATGCAACTAATTCTGCACCTATTAGTGCTTCTGCTACCATTTGAGGTGCCAAGAATAAACCTTGAAAAACTAATCTATATAAATCAAAACCTGTTCCGCCTTTACTACCAATGCCAGGCGAATTTAAACGATAACAAGATTGTTCGACAAGGTCTTGCCGACCGGCAATATAACCACCCGTGGGAACAAGTGTACCTCCTAGATTTTTAATTAACGAACCAGCAATTAAGTCAGCACCGACACTAGTTGGCTCGCGGTTTTCAACCATTTCACCATAACAATTATCTACAAAGCAAACACAAGACGGTTGTAGAGAGTGTACGTGTCGACAGATTCGTTCAATCTCAGCAATACTGAGTGAAGGACGCCAGCTATATCCACAACTACGTTGAATAAGCACCATATGAGTGGGTTCGCTCAATGCCTGATCGAGGTGTTCTTTATCAACAGAACCCGTACTCGTGAGAGGTATTTCATCATACAAAATACCGAATTCCAATAGTGATCCTTGGCCAGAGTCCCTAATTCCAATAACATTTTCAAGAGTATCATAAGGACGTCCAGTAATAGCCAGTAGGCGATGGCCTGGACGTAAAACACCATAAAGAGCTGTTGCAATAGCATGCGTCCCGCTCACAAACTGTAAACGCACCGCTGCACTCTCTGCACCCAATACTCTGGCGAATATACGTTCTAGGACTTCCCGACTCTGATCACCATGTGCATATCCAGTAATGGAAGTGAAGTGATGTGTGCCCAAACGTTCGATGGCAAAACTATTTAGGATTCGAGCCATTTTTCCTTTTACAGCAGCTGTGTGCGCACTTGCAAAAGGTGCAATAGCCTTTAGGGAATTAGCGACTTGATCTTGAGCCCAGTTCGATCCCCAGAGATCGTTCATAGAATAAATGAACACAAAGGATATCATTGCATACTTGTAGGACTAGCAAGATGCTCTCGTCTTAGCCGAATCAACCATTAGATTCACAAAATGACGCTTGGCCCGATCCAAATCAGCGGGAAACAGCAACTAGCAGTTTTCCAACTCTTGATGAGATCGTCAGCCTCAGCCTATGTTACCCTCTGGAGAATTCATTGGCTGTAAATCCAAATTCTGTCTCAGGTTGGATACCATCTTCTGAGACCTCCCTCACTATAAATCAATCCATTGAAAGGACCAAGTTTATGGAGGATCAAGAGACTAAGATACGTAATGCTCTTATTGCACCCCGGAAACCATTACCGCCGCACCAACGAAAATGGAAGATGGGTACTACAAGCTTCATGCTTGTAATGCATATCGGGGCTGTATTTGCTCTGTTGCCCCGATTCTGGAGTATTCAAGGCCTTTTTGTACTCCTTTTGCTATACTGGGCAACCGTGATTGGAGTAACGTTAGGTCTCCATCGGCTAGTAGCACATAGAAGTTTTTCAACACCAAAGCCGGTAGAACGATTATTAGTTCTTATGGGAGCACTAGCTTGTCAAAGCGGTCCTATTCAGTGGGTTGGTCTCCATCGACATCATCATAAGTTTTCTGATCAACCGAATGATCATCACGATGCTGGACGAGGCTTATGGTGGAGCCATAGTGAATGGATGCTTCATGATATACCAGCACTTCAGGAGTTAGATCGTTTTGCTGGTGATCTCCAGGCTGATCCTTTTTATCGTTGGCTTGACCGTTGGTTTTTGCTGTTGCAATTACCTTTAGCCATTTTAGTGTACTGGTATGGTGAATTATCAGATGTTCATGGTGGTGGATTGGGTTTGATCTTATGGGCTATTCCTCTAAGATTGGTACTAGTTTATCATGTTACCTGGTTAGTAAATTCAGCAACTCATGCTTTCGGATATAGAAATTTTGATTGTCCTGACTTGTCACGTAACTGTTGGTGGGTGGCTATTCTCTCATTTGGTGAAGGATGGCATAATAACCATCATGCGTATCCTTATAGTGCTCGTCATGGATTGCGTTGGTTCGAGTTTGATATTACCTGGGAACATATTAAAATCTTAAAGAAGCTCGGCTTAGCTAAACGCATTCGCGAAGCTACGTATCCGGGATAATACGACTGAAGGCTTAAAAGTAAACTATGAATTCAGGATGGAATAGTCTCTCAACCAAAGAATATACGCCGGTATGGACATACATGCATTTTCATTATAAGTAAGCAATCCACCGCATTTGTAAAATATAATACTTAGGTCAATAGCAATCGATCGTTTTATAAAACGATCGATTGCTATTGACCTAAGTATTATTCTGAACACACAACTATTCTCTTGACCCTGATCATCTTTGCGTTAGATTTTTGTGGCTGAATAAGCGGAGAAAGGTGATCATCCTTTACTCTTGTATATCTTGCTAATTTTAACCATGGTCAAGCACATACAAGTGTTACTTAAAGAAGACATTTTCAGTTTAGGTAAAGAAGGCGAACTGGTAGAAGTACTACCTGGCTATGCTCGTAATTATTTATTACCGCAAGGTCTAGCTTTACCCGTAAATGCTTCTGTTCTAAAACAAGTAGAACATAGAAAAGCTAAGCAAGCGGAACGACAAGCAATTCTGAAACAGGAGGCTATCAAATTCCGTATAGCATTAGACACTATAGATAGGTTTATTGTTAAGAAACAAACGGGTGGTGATAACTTATTATTTGGTACCGTAACAAATGGTGATGTAGCTGAGGCAATTGAATCAGCTACCAAGAAGAGTATAGACCGACGCGACATCACGGTTCCTGATATACATAGAACCGGATCTTATAAAGCACAAATTAAACTCCATAGTGATGTTACAGCAGTCATAAATCTAGAAGTAGTCAGTCACTAACGAAACTACCCTGAAATTTGAAAATTCATTTAAATTAATTAGTTTCCCTTAGAGTTTTATGATGAGTGGGTCTATAGATAAATTCAAGCCTCCGATATCCAAAAAATCGTTATCTTCTCAGGGAATAACCTCCGCGCTAGATCCGATTTTTGAAAGTAAAAATGATTTCAACCCTCCACAAAATATAGAAGCCGAAGAGTCAATTTTAGGGGGAATACTACTAGATCCTGAAGCGATTACTCGAGTCGCTGATATATTGCAGCCAGATGCATTTTACAATAACGATAATAAGGAAATCTATCGTGTTGCACTAATGTTGCATAAACAGGGTAAGTCAACCGATCTAACATCTATGCGTTCTTGGCTTGCAGATACTGGATCCTTAGCTAAAGTTGGAGGACCGAATAGACTTATAGAGCTAGTTGAGAGAACTCTCTCGACTGCATCAATTGATACACTAGCCAGACTAGTAGTAGACAAATATCTACGTCGACAATTAATTCGTACAGCAAAAGAAATAATAACACTGTCCTACGATCAGAGTATTCCAATGGACGTGGTACTTGATGAGTCTGAACAACGCATTTTTTCAATCAGTAGAGAGAAACCATCTACAAAATTGGTCCCTACTGCTGAAATTGTTCAGAAAACTTTTAACGAGATAGAAGATCATTCTACGTCGGGGACACCCTTACGTGGAATCACTGTGGATTTCCATGATCTTGATGCTAAAACTCAAGGTTTCCAAAGAAGCGATCTCATTATAGTTGCAGGACGACCAGCGATGGGGAAAACATCTATAGTACTCCACATTGCTAAAAATATAGCACAAATACACAACCTCCCAGTGTGTATATTTAGTCTTGAAATGAGTAAGGAGCAACTTATATATCGCTTGCTATCTATGGAATTAGGTATAGATAGTGCGCGACTACGACAAGGTAGTCTTAACGTTGAGCAATGGAACACATTCCACAAAGGATTGGAAGTTCTAAATACATTAAATTTATTCATTGATGATAGTCCGAACCCTAGTGTAATGGATATGCGCTCATCATGTAGAAGATTAATGGCCGAACAAGGAAAACTTCTAGGATTAGTCGTTATTGACTATTTACAGTTAATGGAAGGAGCGAATCTGGATAATCGAGTACAAGAACTCTCTAAAATTACACGTAGCCTAAAAAGTATGGCTCGTGAACTGAATGTTCCTATTGTGGCACTTTCACAGCTTAGTCGTGGAGTGGAATCTCGACCTGATAAACGTCCTCTTCTGAGCGACTTACGAGAATCAGGATCAATAGAACAAGATGCAGACTTAGTACTAATGCTCTATAGAGATGAATATTACAATAAAGAGTCACAAGATCAAGGGATCGCTGAAGTGATTATAAGCAAACAACGTAACGGGCCAGTTGGTACAGTCAAGCTCATTTTTGAGCCACGGTACACTCGCTTCCGGAATCTGGAAACTGGAACTTCACAGATATGAAATCTTTTTTTCGACCTAATGAAACTTTTGAACTCATAGTTGTTGGTGGTGGTCATGCTGGCTGCGAAGCAGCCCTGGCAGCAGCACGTTTGGGGATTTCAACAGCACTGTTTAGTCTAAATCTAGATAGAATCGGCTGGCAGCCTTGTAATCCAGCGGTTGGTGGTCCTGCAAAAAGTCAATTAGTTCATGAAGTAGATGCACTCGGCGGAATTATGGGTTGTCTGGCTGATGCGACAGCTTTACAAAAAAGAGTATTGAATACAAGTCGTGGCCCGGCAGTCTGGGCATTGCGTGCTCAAACTGATAAGCGTCAGTATTCAAGCCAAATGCTTCAAATTCTTCAACATACACCTAATCTAGCCTTACGAGAAGCAATGGTTACTGGTCTCGAAATAGATACTAAAAATAAGGCTGAGGAAAGACATATTATAGGAGTTAAGACATACTTTGGCAGTATCTATAAAGCTCGAGCTGTAATCTTAACAACAGGGACGTTCCTTGGTGGTCAAATTTGGGTAGGTAACCAATCTATGCCGGCTGGCCGCGCTGGTGAAGCTCCAGCAGAGGGACTTACGGAGAATTTACGAGAACTAGGCTTTATTACTGATCGATTAAAAACAGGTACACCTGCACGAGTAGATAGACGTAGTGTTGACCTTCATAAGCTTGAGGAACAACCCAGTGACGCTAGTAACCGCTTTTTCTCGTTTGATCCTAGTTTTTGGATCAGTGGTAATCAGGTGAGCTGCCATATTACTCGAACCACTTCAAGGACACATGAACTAATAAGCAAAAATCTGCACCTCACTCCGATTTATGGTGGTTTCATTAACAGTAAGGGTCCTCGTTACTGCCCCTCAATTGAAGACAAGATAGTACGTTTTGCAGACAAAGAGAGTCACCAAATATTCTTAGAGCCAGAAGGTCGTGATACTCCGGAACTGTATATACAAGGTTTCTCTACAGGACTTCCCGAAAGGTTACAGCTAGAGCTATTGCAGACGCTACCAGGTCTGGAGACTTGTGTAATGTTGAAACCAGCCTATGCTGTAGATTATGATTATTTACCAGCAACTCAATTAAAAGCAACACTTGAGACAAAACAGATCAGAGGATTATTTTGTGCTGGTCAAATTAATGGTACAACTGGTTACGAAGAGGCTGCAGCTCAAGGAATCGTGGCAGGTATTAATGCTAGTCGCTATATATATGGTCAAGAGTCTATAGCATTTCATCGTGAAAATAGTTACATAGGTACCTTAATCGATGATTTAGTAACAAGAGATTTAAAAGAACCCTACCGAGTACTTACTAGCCGTAGTGAATATCGGCTGACACTTCGAGGTGATAATGCTGATCGCCGGCTTACGCCTTTAGGTTATGAAATTGGATTAATTGATGAGCGTCGTTGGCAAATATATCAATACAAATTAAAAACTATAGAATTTGAAAAAAAACGACTTGACCAAATACGTATCAAAGCAGCTGATGTAGCTAGTGAAATTATATCAAACGAAACCGGTTTATCAATTAAAGATTCGATTACGCTCAGAGAGTTGTTATGTAGACCCAAGATTCATACAACTGATCTTATTCGTTATGGTTTAATCTCTCCGATCCTTCCTCTTGATATCGCAGAAGCCGTTGAAATAGATGTCAAGTATCATGGATATTTAGCAAGACAACAACAACAAATTAATCAAGTCAAAAAACAAGAGTACAGACCTATTCCAATAGAGACAAATTATTACGATATCCATACTCTATCTAATGAGGCACGCGAGAATCTTGCCCGGATACGACCAATCAATCTAGGGCAAGCAACGAGAATACCTGGAGTAAGTCAGGCCGATATCACTGCACTATTAGTATGGTTAGCAATTAAGGAGCAACAGGCACAATTATAGGTAATACTTAGCAGTAACCTTCAATCCTGAGGTAAGTACCATGAACAAGGTGAGACTATAATTCAATAAATCCAAAACTCAGTAGATAGTTGATAGATAAGTTTATAACATATTTTGAGCTACAATTAATTAACTCTCACACTACGTAAATTGCGCTTATGCACACATAATGCTTTCTCCACCTTCTAGAATCTATATTTTAAGCAGTTGCTATATTCTTCTCCTCATGTGCTGTGGCAAGCACCCTTTCAACAAATAGTTCAGGGACATAAAAATGAGGATCTTAATGGTCCTTGGAGACTTATCCTACTTGGCGATGGCAGCTTAACTCGTCACTTACAGTTATTGACTGGACAACCAGTACAAATAGAGTTAATTGGAATGGAACATCAGGAAGTCGCTGGAGCTAAAGACCCTCTTGAAGTTTCAGAGTTAGCGGTCCCACTAATAAAAAGACAGGTATGGCTTTGCTGCTGCGGGCAAAAATTGGCGTGGGCAGAAAGTTGGTGGAATCGAGAGCAAGCAGCTCAGAATTTATTAGATAAATCTCTCCCCATTTGGCGTAGCCTTACAATTAAAAGGGCAGAGTTATTTCGTGAAGTGGATGGATTAGCATTGGTGAACGAATCGTGGTTGGAACAATCTTTTGATTGCACAGGTCCCTTTTGGAGTCGCCACTACCGTTTTTTTAGAAATTCAAAAGAACTAACGGTTATTCGTGAAGTATTTTCTCCAGCTCTAGAAATGTGGTTAGGAGCTAGTACAAACACCAAGAATCTAGAGTGATTATATCTATAGACCTGTTTATCTTTAAATATGCTTAGACTTATTAAGTGTTTTTATCTTGTTGGTTCGTTTATCTGGTATCTCAAGGAAAATTTTTATTCCCTATGCTTCAGTACACCGATGATTATGATAACAAGAATTTGTCCAATGCTAGAGTTTAAGCTAAAAAGTAGGATCATCTCGCAATGATTAGTCTGCTATAATAACCTCTACAAGAATTTAGCATGAATTGATTTCCCTTATATGATTATGGATCTTAAGTATGATCTCAAGCCTATCTATATGGAACGATAAGAGTGACGTTCTCAGTCCCGAGAATGGTCACTCTGACGCGATTTCCAGTCAGACTTACAACCATTAACGCTACGATTATTTCTATGGATACGATCCTGCTAAAAGAAATTAGCACAAAGATAGCATTAACACTTGTTGTTTCTTTAGTTCTTTACTGGATCTATACGGCAGCCAAATTAGTCATTAGTGCGCGTGGCATTAATCCACTAATTAAGCAGTTCTTTACTCAAGTAGCATCAGGCCGGATTGATGCAGCGTATTTACTAACAACTAAAACTTATAGACAGCATGTTAATAGACAACAATTTATTCGATTCTTGGCAGGATTACAGCTGAATAAATATCGCAACTTAAAATCAGGTCGCCCGCGTATTCAAGAAGGTCAGGTGATTCTCATGGTGAAACTTAAATCTGAAGCTGGGGATGAATTACCATTGGACTTTACTTTTGCTAAAGTTGACGAAATTTGGAAAATAGAGCGTATAACTAAGGTACAATCTTAAAATTGTAATGGATGAGTTTCATCAGTACACTCTATCTTGAAAATCAGAAATACGATTAAAATCAATAAATTCTGTATATGTTGAAATCCTAACAATTAAACTTAAAGTTCCAGCCAGTAATTACAAGATTTCACTTGCTAAATATTTGTAACTCATAGATGATTTCATACCCACTAAGTCAATCACTGACATTTAATAAACCGATTCTCACAAATTAAGCGATAGAACCAATCAATATTTTACGTACCTGAAATTTATTTCATATTCTCATGAGATTTTAAGAGCGCAAGCTTTCCAGTTTGAGCTACTAAACCCACTAGGATCAGTGTAGAAAGAAGCCCGATAACTTGAACCATGACAAAATATGAATTATTCTGACCTGGAGTACTATCATATAGTTCTTTTAAAGTATGAGCAACGGAAGCAAACTGACACAATACCAGGGTACCAGGTAGTGTGCCTATAAGTCCAAGAGTATAATTTCGAATACTGACCTTACTAACACCATAAGCCATATTAAGCAAACTAAAGGGAAATAACGGAGAAAGTCGTGTTAACAGCACTAGCCTAAAGTCAGCTTGACTAATGATGCGCTCAATAAATTGAGCTTGAGGAAATCGCGCCAAGTGATATTGAACCCAACTTTGTAATAAGTAACGGCCTAATAAGAAAGAGATCTCAGCGCCTAAGGATGATCCAAGAAAAGCAATAAGAGTACCCTCCTGAGCTCCATACAAAAATCCAGCTAATATCGTGGGAGGGGAACCTGGTAATAATAAGGTAACCCATACTGCATAAACGATAATAAATATTAGTTTTCCTTGAATCGAATGTAAAATAGGTTCTATCTGATCGATAAACGTATACAAAACCATAATTTTAACTTTAAAGAATAAATAGTAAGACCTCTTACTATTTCCTATCTAGGATTTGTGAAGATTGCATAGACGCTCTTGAGCTAGCTTTGCCTGAGTTTGTGCCTCTGCCAAGTTTAATTTCACTTCATTTACGACTTCAGGTGGTGCTTTACTGATAAAATCTGGATTAGATAAACGAGTTGTTAAATTTACAATATCCTTATCTGCCTTATTTAAGTCTCTCTCAAGACGGGCGGTGAGCGCTTGTAGGTCTACCAGACCATCAACAGGAAGTAAGATTTGCAATTCTCCACTCATCCCTGCTAACGAAGACGGTAATTCAGGACTTTCGGAAAGAATTTCGACTATTTCTGCACGGGTTAAGAACCTTATTTCTTCTATGGATTGTTTTAAAATTGCTGCTAAATCCCTGCGTTTAGTAATAAACACAACGGGTACACTTTGTGAAGGCTTTACACCTGCGACCATACGTAAGTTCCGTACTATTCGGATAGCTTCAATCAACTCCGAAAATTGCTGTTCAAGCAAGCTATCAATAGCACCAATGTCGACCATAGGCCAAGGCTGTTTGGCTAGGAAGACATCTTCTGGAGCGCTAACTAGACCATGCCATAACTCTTCTGTTAAATGAGGCATTAAAGGGTGTAACATGACTAGCAACTGCTCCAATACTAGTCTCAATACTTGGTACGATGTGTGGCTAAGAATTTTGTTATTGCTATTGAAACGCCATTTAACGAGTTCTATAAACCAATCACATAGGTCGTTCCACGTGAATTCATAAAGATTTCTGGCCGCTTCACCTAAATCGTATGAAGAATAGCATTCTCTTACTTCTAGATTTATTTTAGCTAAGCGACTTAAGATCCAACGATCAGCAAGTGTTAATGTCGTAGGATTAGGTGTATCGAAATTAGATTCTGTATTTTTCGGTAAATTCATTAACGTAAACCGACAGGCATTCCAGAGCTTGTTCGCAAAATTTCGGGCGCTCTCAACTTTAATAGAGCTATTATTGATTCTATTATAGTCCAAACGAATATCTTGACCAGCTCCAGCGACTTCCCAAACTAATGCGAACCTTAGAGCATCTGCGCCGTACCTATCAATTAAAATTAGGGGATCAATACCATTACCCATTGACTTACTCATCTTACAGTTATTCTCATCTCTTACTAAACCATGAATATAAATATTTGAGAAGGGGCTCTTTCCTGTGAATTCTTCAGCCATCATTGTCATCCGTGCAACCCAAAAAAATATGATATCGAATCCGGTAACTAGTGTACTGGTAGGGTACCACGTCTGGAAGTCAGGACTTGTATTATTAGGCCAACCTAATGTTGAAAAAGGCCATAAACCACTGGAAAACCAGGTATCAAGTACGTCTTCTTCTTGAATAACTGCAGCTTCTGGTCCAAAGCATTCGCGTGCTTCCGTGAATGCTTCGCTTGCTGTACGTGCTACAATATATGGAGTAGAATCACGGACCTGTCCATCTGTCTCGCTAACTACGAACCATGCAGGAATCCGATGTCCCCACCATAGTTGGCGACTGATACACCAATCTCGAATATCTGTTAACCAGTTCCTATAAACTTTTTCCCAACGTTCTGGTATAAAATTCGGGTTACCTTTCGTAATTGATTCACGACAACGATAAGCTAAAGGTTCAGCATTCACAAACCATTGAAAAGATAACAATGGCTCGATAGGGACTTTTCCGCGGTCAGAGTATGGAACACTGTGCTGATAATTCTCAATTTTTACTAGAAGGCCTTCGTCTTCCATTGCTGAAACTATCTTTTTGCGTGCTTGAAAACGATCTATCCCTGCAAAAATACCAGCATTGCTATTCATTGTACCATCTCTATTGATAACGGTAATTTGAGACAAATTATGCCAAGCCCCAATAATAAAATCGTTCGGGTCATGAGCGGGTGTTATCTTAACGCAACCAGTACCAAAATTTGTATCCACATGCTGATCTGCAATAATCTGGATTTCTCTACCCACTAAAGGTAAAATTAGTGTTCGACCTATTAAATTGACATAACGTTGATCGTGAGGATTCACAGCTACTGCTACGTCACCTAATAAAGTTTCCGGACGTGTAGTTGCAACCTCTAAATAACCAGAATTATCGGTCAACGGATAACGAAAGTACCATAGACTATCTTGAATCTCTTTCATCTCAACTTCTAAGTCACTTACAGCTGAATTTGAGATAGGACACCAATTGACCAGGTACTCTCCTCGGTAAATCAAACCTCTTTCATGTAAAAGTACAAACGCTTCTATAACAGCTTTACTTAAACTTTGATCTAAAGTAAATCGTTCTCGTTTCCAATCAACAGAGAATCCCAAACGACGCATCTGTGAAGTAATCATACCACCACTCTCCGCTTTCCATTCCCAGGCTCTATCAAGAAAAGCTTCACGACCTAGACTTTCTTTGCTTAAACCCTCTTTTTTTAGTTTCCGGTCAAGAAGAGTTTGTACTGCAATGGAGGCATGATCAGTACCAGGTAAACAAAGGGTATTTTTCCCCTGTAATCTTTGGAATCTTACTATGGTATCAATCAAGGCCGTATTAAAAGCATGTCCCATATGTAAACTACCTGTGACATTTGGAGGTGGAATTACTATTGAAAAAGGCTCTCCAGGAGCTTTGGGATTGGCGTGGAAAGCTCCTGTCTTATCCCATGCTTCTTGCCAACGACTTTCCGTCGTATAAGGATCGTAAACTTTGGCAAGGGAAATCTCTGTTAGAGGAGCTACAGTTTCTTTCATAAATTCAAGATTGACTGACTACATGGTCTCATCGAGCTGGCTTAGTAGGATTGAATAGGAGCAAAATTTATTTTTTCAATGAGTAGGTTGCTATATCGGTATGAATCTTATAAATTCATACCGATATAGCAACCTACTTTATTTAGGGTAAGCATCTAAAGTAACCGTATCAAATGATTAATATGAGTTATTATTAGGTTTATAAGTCTAATAGTCTTTGAAAACAATCAACTGATTAGCCGAGATTACACCTCGCTTCTTTTTAAACTGTTTATTGCAGCTATCCTTCATTGTGAGCAAGTTAGAGTGTTGATGAATGAAGAGCTTGTTACCATGGCTTTAGACCTAAATGATCCCGAACTTGAATTGTCGGATCTGGTCTACGCCTATCAGAGTTGGGTGATGGCCGTGATTCATGATATGAAATCAAATGGACCTGAGGAACTTAATGAAGAAATAGCTGAAGATGCTTTTAACTCAATGCGATTTCTCTCTGAAGAAGTAACTTCAGCTATCGAAACAAGTTTAGCAAGAGCCTATAGTGTGGACGCAGATGAATTAGTGGCTCTACTCTTTCCGCAAGACTGAGGACGTCTACTCCTAACTGAAATTGAGCTGGCTTTAGTCATTTGATTACAACAATAAAAATACATGTACTATGCCTGTAAATTACTAGCAAAACGTATAGGACACATTACTGGAGGCATGTAAACTTCTCTTTATATTTTCAGAAGAACTGAAGAAAACTATATTGCTTTTCGCTGATTCAGTGAATTAAAGAGTAAAGAAAAGACTCGGAATTGAACAAGCACCCTCAGATTACCAAACAGTGATCCAAGCGATCTGATTCTCGGATTGTTTGCGAAAATGTAACAGGGATGTAACCGTTATTTAGAATGTTAGCTACCTCCATCTTAATGATATGCGAAGTACATTCAAGCATTAAGTATGGGCGATGCCGGTTTCGAACCAGCGACATCCTGCTTGTAAGGCAGGCGCTCTACCGCTGAGCTAATCGCCCTCGCTCACCATTATGCACGATGAACTGCTCCCTTTAGCAACCCCCACCTATGTCCAGCGGCTCCAGTCATGATAAGTGGAATTATTTATTGAGTTTTCCATTCGCACTATTATGTTCGATTGATATGGGATGGAATGGGTTTCTAGTTGGTGGCGCCTCATTTTTAATAGGTGGCTTTTGGTTTTCACCTGATCTTGATATAGATTCACGCCCTACCCGTCGCTGGGGACCACTAAAAAAGCTTTGGATGCCATACAGGCAATGCCTAGGTCATCGATCAATCATATCTCATAGTATTTTATTGGGTACAATCAGTCGTCTGACCTATGGGATGATAGTATTAATTATACTTGCAAGTCCACTGTGTCTAATAAGCGTGCAAACAATCGATATAAATTTGTTTCTCCAGCATGAGCTTCCAAAAACTAGAATTCACTTAGTATTGTGTGCACTTGTGGGATTAGAGACTAGTGCTTGGCTCCATATTATACAAGATTGCAACATATTTTCAAAAAATTGAAAAGTCTCATTTTCGATATATAATCAGTTAACAAACAAACATAAGATACCAACTCGCTATATCTGTTTCCGGTTATTTATCAGGTCTCATATATTTGAGAACACTAAAGTGAAAGAAGCTTTGTGAATACCTGACCTCATAACCAGTATGCTTATTCAAGCTAAATAACCAGTTAGTAACTTTGATTAGTAGTAATTGTGTCACGAAACCCTTTTGGGTAGATGAAGTGTATGGAAATAGTCGATATGGTTTGTTAAGTACCGCAATTATAGATCAACAGAGCCCATATCAAAAGATAAGCATCATTAATAGTGTCTCATATGGCACTGGATTACTCCTTGACGGTTGTTGGATGACAGCTGAACATCAAGAGTGTTGCTATCATGAAGCTATAGTCCATCCTGCGCTTACTACTGCTGAAAGCGTGAAGCGAATACTTATAATTGGGGGTGGGGATGGTGGTACAGCACGAGAATGTCTTCGTTATAGTGAGGTAGAGTCCGTAGATTTAGTAGAAATTGATGGATTAGTTATTGAACTGAGTCAACATCATTTACCTACACTTGGTCAAAATGTCTGGTACGATCCTCGACTTCGACTAATAGTGGAAGATGGGATTACCTGGGTGGGTAAAGTCCCAGATTCTAGCTATGATGTTATCATTGTTGACTGCTCAGATCCTGTAGGACCAGCTGAAGGTTTATTTAATCGATCTTTTATTCAGGAATGTCGGCGTATCCTTATACCAGGGGGTGTCTTTACAACACAAAGTGAATCTCCAGAGGCTTCAAGAAAAATTCACCTAGATACAGTTCAATTAATCCGTAGTCTTTTTGAATATGCTGATCCCATGTACGGTTGGGTCCCGATGTATCCTAGCGGCTGGTGGAGCTGGACATTTGCAGCAATAGATACGCAACGCTACTTATATCCTAAGCCAAACCGTGTAAATGCCATTATAGATACCTGTGAAATTTGGAATCCACGATGGCAGAGTGGAGCCTTTGATGCTATTCCAAACTCCATTGCAAGAGTATTAAAAAATGACTAGTCTTTTTGATACCGATGGAACCATATATATGGGAGCCCAATATGATCCTCGTAATGCTCTTATTGGTTTATTTAGTGTTGCATATGATGGTACTACCTCTTTTCGACCTGGCGCCCGTTTTGGACCATCAGCTATAAGAGATGTCAGTACTGGTATAGAAACGTATGATCCTCAGTTGGATTTAGATCTTGAGAATACTAAGTTCACAGATTTTGGATCAGTATGTATACCTGCTGGTGCTCCAAAACCTGTTATCCAAGAGGTTTATAATGCCGCAAGCACAATAATCGGTCAGGGCTTAAAGCCGTTAATGCTAGGTGGAGAACATTCAATTACTAGTGGCGCTTTAGCAGCAATAGTACATCGATATCCAAACGTAGTACTTATACAACTTGATGCTCACGCAGATTTACGTAAAGAATGGATGGGCAATTCCTATAGTCATGCTTGTGCGATGCGTCGCTGTTTAGACATACTACCTACTAATCAGCTGCTACAAATAGATATTCGCAGTGGTAGTAAAGAAGAGTTCTTTGAGTTGAAAAATGAAAAGCGTTTAGTGTCTTTAAGCGATAGCCAGTCTATAATACGGTCTTTCAGAGGAAAGCCAATATACTTAACGATTGATTTAGATTGGTTTGATCCTTCTATTATGTCGGGCACTGGTACTCCCGAACCTGGCGGTTTTTTTTGGAAAGATTTTGCTTTATTAGTCGACGAACTTCGTTATCATTCATTAGTAGGAGCAGATATAGTGGAACTATCCCCTTTACTAGATCCTACTGGGTGTAGCTCGATACTAGCTGCAAAGGTAACTAGAAGTGTTTTATTACTGCTCGGACAGAATTAAGCTTCCTGTCCCTCTTGATAATTGAAGATCATTTTGAGTACCATTAATGTGGAAGAACAGTTATTTATAGTGTACCTTTTTATGCATCTTCTAAATCTAGACTTCTTTACAATTGAAAGACATAAATTATGAGTGAAAACATTAGATTAATGACACAATCTAGTAACTTAAATGATGAGTATAATTGTATTCAGATACAAAGTGGCTTATTGAATTTATCGCAGACAGGGATTTTTCTTTTAAGAGGAAAAAAGGTCAAAGATCAACTGCAGTCACTGGTACCCATGGATTTACATAGAATTGGACCTGGAGAATCTTGCCAAACAACGATACTGAATGAAACAGGGGGTATTCAAAGTCGGGTTACCATACATGATAGAGGTCAAACAGGACAACTCCGTGAGCTGATTCTAATAATCAATGACCTTTGTACTACTGTTCAAATGAATTATCTTTGGAAGAAACTAGAGTCAGAACATAGCTTAACGATAAGCGATCTTCGAAAAGATTGTTTCTATTTCGCTTTAGAAGGGTTGATGGCAAAAAGATATTTACAGGAGGTTACCAATACTAAGGAGATATTGTTGATGGCTCCATTTAGCAATGGAGTTTTATATCTTAACGGAATTAGTGATAGTATTGCGCATGGGGCACCCATACTCCTCATGCGTATTTCCAGCATAGGAGGAGATGGCTTTCAAATTCTTCTGAAACGTGATGTAGGGATCCGTCTATGGAGAAATCTACTTCTAAGAGGCTGCAAGCCTTGTAGTTTAGCAGTACGGGACGTTCTACGATTAGAAAATCACTTCCAAATATATGGTTCTGATTTTGATCACACAACTAGTCCGTTTGAGGCTTCTTTAGGTCAGTTGGTTCATCTAGAGATCCCTGAACATTTCTCTGGGCGCCGGGCGCTAGAGACCCAGACAGCAGCTCATATCTATTATCAGCTTGTAGGACTAATTATAGAGGGACCGATTATACCCAATCACTACTGTTTTGTCGTTCATAATGGAGTCAGAGTAGGACAAGTCACAAGTGGAGGATGGTCTCCTACTCTTTCTCAACCTATAGCGTTAGCATATTTATCAACTGAAGTAATCAAAAGACAAGAGTATGTGACTATTTGTATCTCAAATAAAAACTACACTGCCCGTGTTATGAAAATCCCATTCAATTAATTTAGTAGATAAGGGAAATACCACATGAACACAACCTATCTATAGGCTTTGTGGGAAACTCGCCCTTCCCCTCTCACAAGCTCTTATGCGCAGTCATGGATGTGGAGATCTGCGCAGCATAGACGTTGCCATTAACGTGCAGATCAGCGGATGGGTGGACCGTTGTCGCGATCATGGTGGAGTGATTTTTATTGATTTACGAGATCAAAGTGGGATTATACAAGTTAAAGTCGATCCAGATCAAGGATTGGAATTATTTGCCCAAGCTGAGCACCTACGTAATGAAACGGTTTTGCAAGTAGAAGGTAAAGTGCTTGATCGACCCAGTATTTCAATTAATGAAAAGATTAAAACGGGAAGAGTAGAAGTACTAGCTACACGGATAGAGATTCTTAACACGGTATCAGTCAATCTCCCCTTTTCAGTATCGATACACAATGAAGAAACTATTCGCGAGGAACTGCGTTTACGCTACCGCTATTTAGACTTACGGCGTGAACGTATGAATCGCAATTTGCGCTTGCGACATTTGACGGTACAGACTGCCCGTCGCGTTCTCGAAGACGAAGGCTTTATCGAGGTAGAAACACCGATCCTTACTCGTTCGACCCCAGAAGGTGCACGTGATTATCTTGTCCCATCACGAGTATGTGGTGGAGAATGGTTTGCATTACCTCAGTCTCCCCAACTTTTTAAACAGCTACTCATGGTCGGGGGGATCGAACGTTACTATCAAGTTGCTCGCTGCTTCCGTGATGAGGATCTTCGAGCAGATCGTCAACCAGAATTTACTCAGTTAGATATAGAAATGAGTTTTATCAATCAAGAACAGATTCTCAATATTAATGAAAAATTAATAGTTACCATCTGGCAGAAGGTTAAAGGTGTAGAAATCCCGACACCATTTCCTCGAATGACGTGGTATGAAGCAATGGAGCGATATGGAACCGATCGTCCCGATACTCGCTATGGCATGGAACTCATTAACATCAGTGATATTGTTCAAACTCTAGGATTTAAGGTATTCTCCAATGCTGTAGCGTCAGGTGGTTGTGTAAAATGTATCGCTGTCCCAGATGGTAATAGTACGATAAGTAATGTACGGATTAAACCAGGAGGAGACATTTTACGTGAGGCTGAAGCTGCTGGGGCAGGAGGATTAGCTTTTATTAGGGTTCGAGAAGAAGGACAAACAGATAGTATTGGAGCTATTAAAAATAACTTGTCAGAAGAACAAAAGAATGAATTGCTCTGTCGCACTGGCGCTAAACCGGGTACACTTTTGTTATTTGGAGCAGGGGAAATCAATACTGTCAATAAAGCTCTTAACCGAGTAAGACAATACTTAGCACATGAACTAAAATTAATTGAATCCGACCGAGATAATAGCCAATGGAACTTCTTATGGGTAACTGATTTTCCAATGTTCGAATTTAATGAAGACGAACAGCGGTTCGAAGCCCTACATCATCCATTTTGTGCACCTAACGTCGATGATCTCGGCTCCGACTCAAGCAATTACAATAAAACATTACCCAATGCTCGTGCGCAGGCCTATGACTTGGTAATCAATGGTTTGGAATTAGGAGGTGGCTCATTACGAATTCATGATCCGGAATTACAGAAACAAGTATTTAATGCCATCGGTTTGTCTCCAGAAGAAAGTCAACGTCAGTTCGGATTTCTAATAGAGGCGCTTAAGATGGGCACACCCCCACACGGCGGTATTGCATTTGGTTTGGATAGAATGGTAATGCTTTTGGCAGGTGAAGAATCTATTCGTGATACGATACCCTTCCCTAAAACTCAGCAAGCTCGCTGCTTAATGACACAAGCACCTTCAATTGTTGAAAACAAACAATTAGAAGAACTACATGTCGCAAGCACTTGGAAAACGGATGAGTAATCAATGTTCATTCTCTGCTAACAATATGGTGACCATCTTTTAACAAATTTTATTTACTATAGCTTAGTAGAAGGATTCTTTTGAGCATTCGTAGATATAAAAACTCGAATATTTTTTGTAAGAAACTATATAGTATTTTTGTTACTATTTCATTTATATGTATTAAGTGCCGATCATTTCTTTGTGCTATATTCGCAAAGTATAAGATTGTTAATTAAGAGCCTAGATATATGATACAAGCCCTCTATATTATAATGTATTGAGTTGTATTACTAAGCATTCTTATACTGAATATTATCATTAAGAAAGGAGAGACTCGCTGAAGAACAAGATAGGGACTCCTAAGGATATATTTAATTAACAGTTCCTAGATCATGGCTAAGTTCGTCTTTGTTACTGGTGGAGTGGTTTCCAGCATTGGCAAGGGTATAGTGGCTGCCAGTCTTGGACGGCTGTTAAAATCTAGAAACTATAATGTTTCTATCCTGAAATTAGATCCTTACCTTAATGTTGATCCAGGTACCATGAGTCCGTATCAACATGGAGAAGTTTTCGTTACTGAAGATGGAGCAGAAACAGATCTTGATTTAGGTCATTATGAGCGATTTACTAATACGGCTATGTCACGCCTTAATAGTGTGACAACCGGTTCAATCTATCAAGCCGTAATTAATAAAGAGCGGCGCGGTGGTTATAATGGTGGCACAGTTCAGGTCATCCCTCACATTACCGCAGAAATTCGTGAGCGTATTCATCGAGTAGCTCTCAATAGTGGTGCAGACGTAGTGATTACAGAAATAGGTGGAACTGTAGGCGATATTGAATCTTTACCGTTCCTTGAGGCTATTCGTGAGTTTCGTGGAGATGTAGGTCGTCATGATATTGCATATGTACATGTAACACTATTGCCTTACATAGGTACTTCTGGAGAAATTAAAACAAAACCTACACAGCACTCAGTCAAAGAATTAAGATCAATTGGTATTCAGCCTGATATTCTGGTATGTCGTTGCGATCGAGAAATCTCTAAAGAGCTCCGCCATAAGATAGGGGGATTTTGTGGAGTACCAACTAAAGCGGTTATTCCAGCCCTTGATGCTGACAGTATATATGCTGTTCCTCTGAGCTTAGAGAAACAAGGACTTTGTCGGGAGATCTTGGATGTCCTACAACTCACTGACTATGCAAGTGATATGGCTAGTTGGGCGGAATTAGTACAGAAATTACGACATCCCGGTCCAGCAGTAAAAGTTGCCCTCGTGGGGAAATATGTTCAACTAAACGACGCATATTTATCTGTAGTAGAAGCACTACGTCATGCATGTTTGGAGCAAGATGCGTCCCTGAATTTACATTGGATTTGCGCTGAGCAAATAGAACAGCAGGGCGCCGAAATTCTCCTTGAAGGCATACATGCAATAGTGGTTCCGGGAGGGTTTGGTAACCGTGGGGTTGATGGCAAGGTAGCAGCAATTCAATGGGCGCGCGAGAAAAAAATACCTTTTCTGGGACTATGTTTAGGCATGCAATGTGCAGTTATTGAGTGGGCACGGAATATTGCTGGCTTAATTAACGCAAGTAGTGCTGAACTAGAACCACATACTAATCATCCCGTTATTCACTTACTGCCTGAGCAGCAAGATATCAGAGAGTTGGGGGGGACTATGAGACTAGGCGTATCACCTTGTAGGATTATGGAAGGTACACTAGCTTGGAATCTATACCGGAAAGATATAGTGTATGAGCGACATCGACATCGATATGAATTTAATAATGCTTACCGGAATTTATTCCTTGAATCTGGTTATGTTATTAGTGGAACATCGCCTGACGGTCGATTGGTTGAGTTAATAGAGTTATCTGGTCATCCATTTTTTACTGCCTGTCAATATCACCCAGAGTTTCTTTCTCGATTAGGGTTATCTCATCCTCTTTTTAGAGGATTAATTGCAGCAGCACAACATAATCAGTCTTGTTAAACTTGACAATTTTCTCATAGGGTTATGTACAAGCAGACCGATAAAGTCTAAAAGAATTACGTTTGATACCGATTGTGTTTATCTCTATTATGCTGTATCAATCAAGTTGATATATAATCCTAATCTAAATCCAAAGTCTGAAATATTCGGCTTTACATACTGCGATCATTAGGAATCTCATATCCTCATACTAACTGACCCTAAACTTTAGTATAGATGTAGAAGTCAGTCTGTCTTCAACGACGTGATTTTTTAGTAATTTTAAGGTATCTCTTTAACACGAATCTTAGATTAATGTCACATTATTACGTTTGCTATAACAAGGTAACAAATCTTGAATAAACTCATTTTACCCATTGTCGAAACCTTTCATTCTCTTCAAGGGGAAGGCGCTCATACTGGACGCAGTGCTTTCTTTATTCGCTTGGCAGGATGCAGTGTTACATGCTCATGGTGCGATACGAAATACTCTTGGTCTATATCCACCAAGTCTTGGCGTTCCTTAGATAATATCGTCTATGAAGCAATTGTAGCCCAGCAAGAAGGTGCTGCTTTTATCGTAATTACAGGTGGTGAACCACTTCATCATAGCCTCAAGGATTTATGCCACAGGCTAGCCCGTAGTAAATTACCAATCCATTTAGAGACAAGTGGCGTAGATCCCCTAACAGGTAAGTTTGACTGGATTACATTGTCACCGAAAAGACATAAACCACCAAAATTGGAGATTTTGCGTGCCTGTAATGAAGTGAAAGTTATCATTAATGAAACTACGGACTTACTCTTTGCTAACTCAATTACAAGACTAACTAACGATTTTGTATCACCGCCATTATTATACTTACAGCCAGGGTGGGACAACATAGAAGGATACAAATTAGCCGTGGATTTTGTACGTACAAATCCGAATTGGCATCTTAGCCTGCAAACACATAAATGGCTTGGTGTCCGTTAAGTATATTTTTGAATTAACCTCAACTTAATAAAGTAAACGTTGCTAAAAATAATAAGTTTTTTGGAAAGCAATATTTTCCCAAAAACTGTATTGTTGCCAAATTTAGAATAAAAATAGCTTCATATTGAGTCAAATAGGACCTCATTCAAAGTATTATAGGAACCTAACCAGACAGAACTAATCCTAGAATCAAAAAGTTTCCACCGGACTTTGGTTAAGATTGAAAGATGATAAGCAATCTCTGAGACAGTGACATATATTTTCGCATCAAAGAAATGAGTAACTCACCAACCGCAGCTAGGCAATACCCCTAACCAAATAAAAGAGTCAACATGACAATAAAAAGAACAATAGTCTCTCTACTTTCTGGCGGTTTAGATTCTGCAACAGCAACAGCACTAGCTCGGGAAGCTGGTTATCATATCATTGGGCTTTCTTTTGACTATGGACAAAGACATAAACGTGAACTTGAATCAGCAAAAGAGATTGCCAATTACTTTGCATTAGAAAAACATTACACTATAAGTGTGAATTTATCCGATTGGGGAGGCTCAGTTTTAACAAGTAAAGATGAAGATATTTTGAGAGACGATGTTATCAGTAGTAACACTATTCCACCAACATATGTACCCGGTCGAAATACAGTTTTTATAGCTTTGGGGCTTAGCTTAGCAGAAGCAGTAGGTGCTCAAAGAGTAATGCTAGGAGTAAACGAGGTAGACTATTCTGGGTATCCTGATTGTCGGCCAGATTATCTCGAGGCTTTTCAAAGTTTAGCTAACCTAGCCACCAAGATTGGACGAGAGGGGAAAGGAACTCAATTATGGGCACCTTTGGTTCGATGGAGCAAGACTAGGATTATACAAGAGGCACTGCGGTTAGAAGTACCTATAAATGCAACATGGAGCTGTTATAATGGCGGCGAACAACCGTGTGGAATCTGTGCTAGCTGTTGCATAAGAAATAATGCTCTTAAAGAAGTAGGTAGAGTTGACCTTTGTAAATGAAATAGATAATTTAATTATGCAGAGAACTATTTTACCTTGGGTTGATCCTGTAAGCTTATCTATAGTGTTGACTCATACATTAGGACGAGACGGACTAGTATGGTTAGATGGTGATTACGGACCAGAAACTCGCTGGGGAACTTTAGGGATAGCGCCTGTACAAACTGTGAAGTGTAATGGATTGCCTGGGAATTCACTATCGCAAGATCCTTTCCAGACATTAAAGAAGCTATCTAAACATGGAGGTCATTGGATGGGATGGTTAGCTTATGAGGCTGGAGCTTGGATAGAGCCAGCTTCGCATTGGCATCAACCTGACATGGCTACTCTTTGGGCAGCATGGCATGATCCTATACTGAAAATAGACTATTGCAATCGGGAATTATGGTTGGAAGGGCAAAATCCCGAAAGATTTGCAAGATTTCATGCATCTCTAAAGATAATATTCAATAATCTTGATGAGAAAACGGTTCTCAGATACAAGAAGAATCTTTCGTCTATTCCAGCCCAAGACTGGCATTGGCATACGAATCCTTACGTTTTTGGTTATCAAGTTAAGCAATTGCTTGCTTTAATAGCTGATGGTGACTTATTTCAAGCTAACTTAACCGCATGTTGTTCAGTTAATCTTATAAAATTAATTGACCCTCTTAGTTTTTATTTACGTTTACGCCAGTGTTGTCCATCTCCTTTTGGAGGGCTGGTAATCAGTGGAACCAGATTTGAAAATGAATCAATACTATCAACATCTATGGAGCGTTTTTTAACAGTTAATTCTATAGGAGATGTTGAAACCAAACCAATTAAAGGTACACGACCACGTTATAAAAACTTATCTGCTGACGCTGAATCTGCTGCTGATCTTATATCTGCATCGAAAGACCGAGCTGAAAATTTAATGATTGTAGATTTATTGCGTAATGACTTAGGGAGGGTCTGTCGACCGGGTTCGATCCGAGTTCCTAAACTTTTGGCATTAGAAAGTTATGAACGTGTACATCACTTAACATCAACAGTTGTAGGTAAAATTGAAGAAGGCCAAACCTTAGTTGAACTATTAAGAGCTTGCTGGCCTGGGGGTTCAATAAGCGGTGCTCCAAAGCTTCGGGCTATCCAAAGGCTCAATGAATTAGAACCAGTAGCTCGAGGGCCTTACTGTGGTAGTATGTTTCGTCTTATGCCGGATGGAACATTCGATAGCAATCTCCTTATTCGCAGTGTCATGGTTAAAGGGCAAACGTTACGTGCACACGCTGGATGTGGTATAGTGGCTGACTCGGATCCGGCTGCAGAAACTGAGGAGCTTGGTTGGAAATTACAGCCCTTAATCAAAGCATTAGCTGGAGACTTATGAATATATCCAAAGATTCTACGAATTCTAGGCATGAAATAATTGCATGGATTAACGGAAAATGGGGACTAGCCAAAACCACGTATATACCACTAAGCCATCGAACCTTATTACTCTCTGATGGCATTTTTGAAACTGTACTAATAATTAACGGTCGCTATAAATTATTAGAAGAACATATTGCACGATGGCACTATAGCGCAGTAATGCTTGGATTAGAACCACCTCCATGTCAGCATGAATTAATTGACTTATTGAAATCTATTACCAATCGGTTACATATTAAAGTTGGTGCACTCCGTCTGAACTGGGGTCGTGGCCATGGAATAACACGAGGTATTAATTTTTTAGATGGAGATCAGTTTTCATTAAAAGACAGATTCTGGATTTTATTAAGTCCCATGAAGCTTTCTTTTGAACCTATATCAGCCATGATAAGTTTGCACGAACGTCGTAACTTCACTAGTCGTGTAATTCAACATAAAGTCTTTGCCTATATACAAGCAATTCATGCTCGCCATGAAGCAAGACAAGTTGGTGTTGATGACACTATCATGGTAGATACCAATGGGGCATTGACGTGTGGTAGCTGTTCGACCTTGTTAGTATTTAATGAAGAAAGTTGGATCACTCCTCCCATAAGTACGGGTTGCCTTTCTGGTGTTATAAGAAACCGGTGTATCAGATTAGGGTTAGCCATAGAACAAAACCTAATGCCTGGTCAGTTACTTCAAGCAATTAATGAACTTGAGGGCCCGACTATTCTGGTCAATAGTTTAGGTTGTCGACCTTTATATCTTTTAAATGGATACCGTATTCTTGAATCCTCACAAGTAAAGAAAGCAAAGGCAAGAGCATATGAACTCTTCACAGTATTAAATTGTGATCTGTAATCTATTTAATGTATTGTATTAATTAATCTATACGCACCACTTACATTTTGTATGCTTTGTTAATGATAAATCACTTCTCTATAGGCACGTTATTCACATTGTATAGAGAACCTATAAATTCATATCTAGATCGTTCAATTATTGAATTAAGCTTTACAGGGTAAAACTTAATTCATTTTAAGGTACGGGATCACTCATATAACATAATTGGTATATCTGCCATTCCTGGCGTCGGGGCACAATCTTCAACTTGGAAAGCCACTATCTTTCCAATTACTATTATAGACGGCGCCAGTATGTGTTCTGTTTCAGTCAAGTCAGCTAATTTACCTAGAACTGTAACGAAGTAACGTTGTGCTTCTGTAGTTCCCTGTTGTATTACAGCAGCTGGAGTAGAGTACAAGAGTCCTCCTCCTATCAATTCTTCACCAATATGTCGTATATTGTGTAACCCCATGTAAATTATTAGACTATCTGTACTATTTGCTAAAGAACGCCAGTTAACTGTTGAATGTCTTTTCTCAACCTCTTCATGACCAGTTACAAAGGTAACGGAAGAACCAGCAAGTCGATGAGTAACTGGAATTCCTACGTAGGCAGGAGCAGCGATACCTGAAGTTATACCAGGAACTATCTTTACTTCAACTCCACATTGACGTAAATAGGCGGCTTCTTCTCCTCCACGACCAAAAACGAAAGGATCCCCTCCTTTTAATCGTACAACACATTTATGACGCTTAGCTAGTTCCACTAAGATTTCATTCGTACTAGACTGTGGAACCGAATGACAACCACGCTTCTTACCGACAAAATGTCGCTCACAGTTGTTACTCGTGAGATTGACTAATTGCTGAGGGAGTAATGAATCATAGACAAGAGCCCCACAATGTAAGAGGAGTCGATGGGCTTTTAATGTTAAAAGCTCAGGATCTCCTGGACCGGCTCCTACAAGATAAACTGTACCGTTAACAACTTTGTCCATGGATACTTAAGAAGAGAGATGAGAGAAAGCGATGCATTCTTCATTTCTGAAGTGACGTTAGGATAAGATTAAGTACTAACTTTTTACACTGGAATAATTCTCACCAATCGAATCCATTCTTTAAATTGAGCAGGGTACACCCTTGTCGATTCTTACCTTAAATTCGTGAATCCTAACTCATCTAGTTTAAATATCGTTATACTGGGGTTAATACTTTTAACAGCTTGGTTCTTGATATTATACCTGGCTGGAATAGTATTATATCAAAAGTGGCCCTATCAGAAAGAATGGATGCGTAAATTACTACATATTGGAACAGGGCCTGTCATTTTAATCGCGTGGATCACCTCCATTCCACGTACGATAAACTTAGGAATAGGAATTCTAACCATATCAAGTATTTTGGTGAACTATCGACTAATGTTAATACCGATAATTGAAGCAATTGATCGTCGAAGCTATGGTACACTTGCTTATGGTTTGGCGGTTACTATCTTGCTATGGTTTTACTGGCCGAAAGAGCCTACTTCAATCATGGCAGGTTTAATGGTTATGGGTTTTGGTGATGGTTTGGCGGGGTTGCTAGGGTCTACATTTTCCTCTCCTTGTTGGAGAGTGTGGGGTCAACGTAAATCAATTATAGGTACTTTAACCATGCTTCTGGTAAGTATCATGGTTTTGGTGATTCTATCAACTTTTAGTTCTATGCCGATTAACTATAAGGGCATTATAAATCTTGCGGTAATAGCTACAATATTAGAGCAATTAGCTATCTCGGGTTGGGATAACCTTATAATACCATTAGTGATTAGCTATTTATGGCAAGTATGTATTTTACCTCTTAATTGAAATGCATGTACTGTACACTTTGCTTTCAGTCAATCAGGCTATGGTCCGGCGGAGTTCTGATAGCAAAGTGTACAAAAGTATCGAACACTATCAAAATTATTCTCGGTTACCATTAAGATCGTTTCAAAACGGATAGATTAGTATTAGACACTTGATCCAACGGCAGCAGCTAATTCCCCTAACAGTTCAGTAGTGGTATCTACGTCAATACAAGCATCAGTGATACTCTGTCCATAAACAAGATCTTCACAACTTTGTGAGATCTTTTGATTTCCTGCAAGTAAATGACTCTCCAACATGACGCCCATCATACAGTCATTCCCAGCCCTCACTTGTGCCGCTACTTGGATAAGAACCTCACTCTGACGACGATAATCTTTATTTGAATTTCCATGACTACAATCTATCATAACCCGATGAGGTAAATTTGCTTTTCTAAGGTCACCTGATGCTTCTTTAATAGCTTCAATATGGTAATTCGTACCACGACTACCTCCACGAAGAACAAGATGGCCATCAGGATTGCCTGTTGTTGTCACTATCGCAGCTTGTCCATGCGTATTAATTCCTAGAAAGTGATGTGGTTTAGACGCTGCTTCCATAGCATTAATAGCAATATCGGCACTACCGTCGGTGCTATTCTTATAACCAATCGGCATAGATAAACCTGAGGCCATTTCTCTATGAGTTTGACTTTCAGTCGTGCGGGCTCCAATAGCCGTCCAACTAATTAAATCTGCTATATATTGAGGTACAACTGGGTCAAGAAGTTCTGTTGCTGACGGTAATCCCTGCTCTGCTAAATCGAGGAGTAATTCACGAGCTAACTTTAGACCAGTATTTATATCATAACTACCATCTAAGTGGGGATCATTGATTAATCCTTTCCATCCTATAGTGGTGCGAGGCTTTTCAAAATAAACTCGCATAACTATTTCCAATTGCTCTTGATACTTTATTCTTAAGGGTAGTATTCTGGCAGCATAGTCACGAGCGGCTTGAACATCATGTACAGAACAAGGGCCAACGATAACAAGAAGCCGCTTGTCACTACCGTGAAGAATTGCCTTAATTCTTTCACGAGTTTTTGTTACTGTGAGAGTAGATTTTGAGGTAAGTGGTAATTCTCCATGTAATTGGAAAGGAGGCACCAACGGTCTAGTCTCCACCACATGGAGATCGGAGGTGGAGGTCATAGTTTTCTTGTTTACGTCTACTCTGGGACCTCGTAATTGTACTAGATCAAGCTGATTTGCTAAAGAAATTTATTTAGTGCGCTTGAACAAGGGAAACATTTATAATTAGATCCGTGAATAACAGTTACCCTCTATATTCTAAACTACTAAAATACACGGAGCTTATCTTAAAGTTGCAAAATACCTTGATAGTGGAAGTTGCGATGTTTACCAGTAATACACCCTAATCGTTAGAAGAAACAACGTACAGATTACTTCATGATAAAGAATATTGAGCGATTTCATCAAGTATTATAACCTTAGTTAAAAGTTTAAAATTGAGTCAGACCAACTTTTGGTCCATCCCTGAAGGGTTAGGTTATCTTTGCCGTCATCTCTATTTAGTAAACTGGATCAAGAAACTTTGCTTTTTGAACCTGCATCAATTGATGCAAATGCCCTTAACATAGTATTAGCTTTTCCAAGTACCTACTCAGTTGGGATAACTAGTCTGGGTTATCAAGTAGTATGGGCAACCTTAGCACAACGTCGAGATGTAAATGTAAAACGTTTATTTACTGATCAACAGGAGCGAATATGCGAGCAGATTGACTTATTTGGTTTATCGCTCAGTTGGGAATTGGATGGACCTGTTTTACTAGATTTATTGGAACAACAACGTATTCCCTTTTGGAGCGATCAAAGAGGAGAAAATGATCCTATAGTATTTGGAGGTGGTCCGGTTTTAACTGCCAATCCAGAACCTTTAGCACCATTTTTTGATGTGATTCTTCTGGGTGATGGAGAATTGCTAATACCATCTTTTATTGACCAAGTACAAATATATAGAAATTCTTCACGTGCTGAAAGAATACGTGCGCTAGCTCAAGTGCCAGGTATTTATGTTCCAGCCCTTTATAAAGTATCATATTGTCAAGAAGGTAATTTGCACAGTGTTGAACCGATCGACGTCAATATTCCACGGTCTATTACTAAACAAACTTGGAAAGGGAATACGCTGAGTCATTCTATGGTTATTACGCCCCAAGCGGCTTGGCCTTCAATTCATATGGTAGAGGTAGTACGTAGCTGCCCAGAATTGTGCCGATTCTGTCTTGCAAGTTATCTTGCTCTGCCTTTTCGTACAGCATCTCTAGAAGATGGCCTTATACCTGCGGTAGAGAAAGGTCTGAAATTTACTCGGCGCCTGGGGTTACTTGGAGCATCTATAACTCAACATCCTCAATTTATAGATCTTTTAGATTGGTTGGATCAAGACCAATTCAATAACATTCGCCTCAGTATTAGTTCTATTAGGACTAGTACTGTAACGCCTAAGTTGAGCCGAATTTTATCGAAACGAGGTAGCAAGTCAATTACAATAGCAATTGAAAGTGGAAGTGAGAAGATAAGAAACGTTATTAATAAAAAATTAACGCAGGAAGAGATTTTTGCTGCTGCTTCCTGCGCGAAGCAAAGTGGTTTAAATAGTCTCAAATTTTATGCAATGGTTGGGCTACCTACGGAAACTGAGGAAGATATCAATGCTACCGGAGAATTACTGTTGAAAATTAAGGAAACCACCCCTGGATTACGATTAACTCTTGGGGTTAGCAGTTTTGTACCGAAAGCACATACACCTTTCCAATGGCAAGGTGTAAGACCAGAAGCTGAGAAACATCTGAAGCTCCTAGGAAAGAAAATAATGCCTAAAGGAATTGAGTTTAGAGCTGAGAGTTATGGTTGGAGCTTAGTGCAAGCTATTCTTAGCCGCGGTGATCGACGTATTGCACCTGTAATAGTAGCCGTTAGGAGTTTTAGTAATAGCCTGGGAGGCTGGAAGAGAGCTTATAAAAGTGTCCAAAATCGTCAATTAGACGTTGGTTCAGGAAACTTGTTATGTCCCCCTCTCCGTCCATGGGAAGAAATCATACATCAGAATTGGGATATTAAAAAAGTACTACCTTGGTCTCATATTAAAGGACCATTACCTGAGCGGACACTAGCTAGTCATTTAAGAGAGGCTATGCAAAGTTCTTTGACTTGCGATGGAATCAATAGTAAAATGAACAATTGATTGTTAAACTAATCTGAAATATTACAATATTGGGATGAGACTTAAAAGCTTAAGACATAAACACTAATTAACATGGAATCACTTACAGTAATAATCCCTTCTAATAAGGTTAAGATTGCAATCATATATTTTAGCAATGTAAAAGCAGCTGTCAAAAGATTTCGATCTTACGAAGAAACTCAAATTCAGGTTCCAGAATGGTACTTTCGTTTTAGCTTAGCTTCAATTAGGGGACGTATGATGAGTTCCTCAAACCGAATCCACTTTATCCTCTAATGGTCTTCAATTTACGTCGTCTTCCTACAGTGTCTCTTGTACTAGCTCTTTGTCTGAGTCTAGTTGCTTGTGATGCTAGTGGAAACTCTCAGGCAGCTAGTATGAGTGATAATGATATTGCCATTATCTCCCGTCAATCTGCATCTTTTCGTCTAGCTGAAGATAGACTTCCAGAGCTAGCGGAACTAGTTGCTAATCGAAATTGGGTATTTACTCGTAATTTGATTCATGGACCATTACAGGAAGTTGGTCGTGAGATGCTTTACATTAATCAGCATCTTTTACCAGAAGATCGTGATCAGGCGAGCAAGATTGCCGAGGGATTAAAGTCGGCGCTTTCTGAGCTTGATGAAGCCGCTAAATTACAGGATGGTGATAGATTAACTAGAGCTTATGGAAAGGTCGTTGATGGATTTGTCAACTACAATAAGGTGATCCCTGTTCAATAAACAACCTTAAAGAAGGAAGTTAATATGGAAGAGTTTTTCGTGTGACGATAAAATCTCGAACGGTAGCTATAATAGGAGCAGGAACAATAGGTCTTACATTAGCATGGCACTTACATAATCTAGGCTATAGAGTAAAATTGATTGACCCTCAATTAGCAAACCTAATTCAAGCTAAATCATCTAGCTTTGCAGCAACAGGGATACTAATGGGATGTACATATAAAAAAAAGAAAGGTCGTAGCTGGCAATTGCGAAAGCGTTCAATTTCGCTTTGGCCTCAATGGTGTGCATCGCTTCAGCGATATAGTGAAAACCTTACTTATCGTGCCGGTATTCTATTCCTGGCCTCAAATAAATTTGAAGAAAATTGGCAAAGGCAAATGCTATGTGAGAGGACTGGAATACATATGAGACAATGGGATAGACAGAAGCTAGATTCGCTAACACCGGAAATTCCTAAAAGTATATCATCTGCTCTGTTTTCTCCAGAAGATGGGCAAATAGATCCAAAAGGCATGCTAGCTTCTATTTACTTACAAATAATAGATAAAAAAATTGAAATTATTCCAAAACGAGTAAAGAAGATAACGCGTTTAAAAGATCTCTGGTATCTGCAATTTGAGTGCGGCCAATCTTTGACAAGTCACTGGAGTATACTCTGTGCCGGTAGCGACTTTTCAGTGCCATCAAGCGAAAATTCTAATAGTTTTGAAACTCAAAGGATCCGAGGGCAATCCCTACATTTACAACTAGCTAATACTATCAGTAATCGATGGGAATACTGGCCAGGAAGTGTTATTTGGAGGGGGAACAGCTTAGTGCCTATTTCAAATAACGAATATTGGATTGGATCGACTATCGAAATCGATAATCGTACAAAGGGTAGTACCCTAAATAGTTTACTTAATCGCCACCATATAGTTCCAGAATGGCTTAAGAGGAGTAATATCATTAAACATTGGCAAGGTATACGATCACGACCAATGTACCGCTTATCTCCTATCTTGCAGTTAGTTGCTCCTAGATTAATACTAGCTACTGCATTCTACAGAAATGGAATACTCCTTGCACCATCAACAGTAGAATGGGTCTTGAAGTGTGTGAGAATTGTTGACAGGAGATGTAGTTATGAAGCTGGATAATTACAACTTTAATGTTTACCTGGAATTAGTTATCTACTGTTTTTTAAGTGAAGAGAGGTTCCTATATCCTGTTTTTCTAAATCATATAAATTAATTGTAGTAATTGTATTCTTGAGATGAAAATTGTCGGATTGTGTTTTCTTCCTGAAGTATAAAACTCATTATTATTCATCAGTTATTAACTTGATAGCTACTAACCAAATAAAAGTTCTAATTTTATACGAACCGGAAAATGTAATATTTGCAGGTTATAACACTAAAAATATAATTAGCAAAACCATGATTGACTGAAAGTATATACAAGTTCTACAATTTGTATATCTAAGTAATGGGAATTTCAGTTAATTAGTTCTATTTATTAATATTTTACTACTTTTAACACCTTCTCCAATCAGAATTTTTATGTACACTACCGCATTTGATTATACATTACTTACTTTCTGTGAATTCCGCATCGATAACATCATCTGCTCCCATTGTGTCGGAAGTATTTTGGGCAGAAGCCTCACTACCACTAGAGGAAGAATCTTTTTGATATACTGAAGAACCTGCAGCATATAAAGCCTGTTGCAAGCTAGCTAACAAATCTTTAATCCTTGCATAATCCTCTTTTTGAACTGCTTCCTTAAGTTGATTGGAGAAATCCGTTACTTTCTCTTTATCCTCACTACTAATTTTATCTCCCATTTCGCCTAGTTGCTTCTCAGATTGGTATATCAGGGTCTCAGCTTGATTCTTGAGATCAATTCGTTCACGTTTCTCTTTATCAGCAGAAGCATTGACCTCAGCATCTTTCACCATCCTTTCAACTTCACTATCACTGAGTGTAGATGCACCTGTAATGGAAATAGTTTGTTCTTTGCCACTACCCTTATCTTTAGCTGTTACACTGAGTATACCATTGGCATCAATGTCAAAGGTAACCTCAATCTGGGGAACTCCACGTGGAGCTGCAGGAATACCATCAAGTCTGAAGGTACCTAAACTCTTATTGTCGCTTGCCATTTCACGTTCACCCTGTAAAACGTGAATTTCTACGTTAGTTTGTCCATCGACTGCAGTAGAATAGGTCTCTGCTTTTTTCGTAGGTATGGTTGTATTACGGGGTATCATTTTTGTCATAACACCCCCTAACGTTTCAACACCTAAAGACAATGGTGTTACATCTAATAATAAAATATCTTTCACCTCACCAGCAAGAACACCACCTTGAATAGCAGCACCTATAGCTACCACCTCATCTGGATTGACTGTTTGGTTTGGCTCTTTACCTATAACGCGCTGGACAAGTTGTTTTACCGCGGGGATACGTGTTGAACCCCCTACCATCACGACCTCATCAACTTCAGATTTAGACAACTTCGCATCTTTTAAAGCTTGTTCTACTGGGATACGACATCTATCAATCAATTTAGATGCTAGTTCTTCGAACTTAGCACGAGTTAATGTTAGATCAAGATGCTTGGGTCCTTCGGGCGTAGCTGTAATAAATGGCAAATTTATTTCGGTTTGAGTCGCACTGGAAAGCTCTATTTTAGCCTTTTCTGCTGCCTCTGTTAAGCGCTGTAGAGCTTGCTTATCTTGTCGCAGATCAATGCCTTCATTACCTTTAAAAACAGCTGAAAGATGATCCACAATCACTTTATCAAAATCATCACCACCTAGATGAGTATCACCACTTGTAGATAAGACTTCAAAAACCCCATCACCAACTTCTAGTACAGAGACATCAAAGGTGCCTCCCCCCAAATCAAAAACCAGTATTTTTTCATTATTTTTTTTGTCTAGGCCGTAAGCTAAAGCTGCCGCAGTTGGCTCGTTAATTATACGCAAGACTTCTAGACCAGCAATCTTACCAGCATCTTTAGTAGCTTGTCGTTGTGAGTCATTGAAATATGCAGGAACGGTAATCACTGCCTGGGAGACTGGTGAACCAAGATATTTGCCAGCATCATCAGCTAGCTTTCTCAGTATCTGAGCGGATATCTCTTCAGGAGCAAATTGTTTCTTAAGTACTGGGCATGCTAGTTTAACATTGGAACCTGACTTCTCAACAGTATAACTCACTTCCTTCGATTCTTCATTGATCTCATCTACTCTACGTCCTATAAAACGTTTTACGGAATAAAAAGTATTCTCGGGATTCATAACCGCCTGACGCTTAGCTATTTGTCCTACTAACTGATCCTGGCCTTTTGTATAAGCAACTACTGAGGGCGTTGTTCTAAATCCTTCAGCATTTGCAATTACAGTAGGTTTCCCTCCTTCTATTACTGCTACACAGCTATTCGTGGTTCCCAGGTCAATACCTACAACCTTTCCCATGAGTACCTACCTCCATTGACGAATGTTTTGGATGAGATACATCATCATCAGGAGGAGCGGATTGGGGCGAGGTGTGTTTCCCGAACCGTCGCCCCCATCCTACTTAATTCATTTCATTTTTTGGTTGCTCGCCTTGGTAGTATTTTCTTCTATCCCTACAAAGCTAGTAGGGATTATCGGTAATCCATTATCTCATTCCCTTTCACCTATAATGCAAAATGCTGCTTTTGCATCACTGAAATTAAACTGGTTATATGTAGCATTACCTGTTACAAATACATCATTAAGGCACTTAATAAGGGATTTGAGTCATATTGATTGCCAAGGAATAAATGTCACCATTCCACATAAGCAAAACGTAATTCAACATATTGCCGAATTAACACCTATAGCTAGGCAAGCTGGGGCTGTAAATACCTTAATAAAAGCATTAAATGGAAATTGGATAGGAACGAATACCGATGTCGAAGGATTTATGACTCCACTAAAGACGAGAAACATTAACTGGAAGACAAAAAAGGCTATTATCCTAGGCTGTGGAGGTAGCGCAAGAGCAGTGGTAACAGCTTTAACAAGATTGGAATTCTGCAATATAATCATAGCTGGTCGTAATATAATCTCACTACAAAAATTTGTAGATACTTGTAAAGAGATGTCCCCACAACTCGAATACATATTATGGAATAATGATAGCACACATACATTAGAAACGGCAGGCTTTCAACAAGTTTTAAAGGAGGCTGATCTAATTATTAATTCTACCCCAATTGGCATGACAAAGAAATATGATAGCCTCAAGAATTTTAAGACCCCATTGACAGACTTGCAAATAGATATGTTAAAGGATAAGGCTATAATTTATGATTTAATTTATACCCCCAGGCCAACTCCACTCTTGATTAAGGCAGCGTCCAGGGGACACGACTGTATTGATGGTTTAGAAATGCTTGTACAACAAGGTGCAGCCAGTTTAAGATTATGGACTGGTATACAAGATGTACCGGTCCAGGTTATGCGTAATGCTGCTTTAAGTAGTCTCTGTAATTAGTTGAGAGTCAAATTTATCATAGTCTTTCACAAAAGCAACTAACAATATTTAAAGATTGCGTAACTGGGCTTCTGTGTAAATATGACTCATCTCATTTATGCCTCGATAGAATAAAATTACACCGTTCGACCTTACGACACATTGAGAGGTAGAGTAATGGCTCCGTTGCTCACTTAGGTGAGCCCTCAGTCCTATACGGTGGTCTTTGCAAGCATGTCGCAACCTTATTACGAAACTATGTACATTCTTCGTCCGGACATTCCGGAGGAAGAAGTTGAAAGTCATTTAGCTAAATACCGCGATATAGTAGTTGAAGCTGGTGCACAGGTTTTAGATAGTCAAATGCGAGGTAAACGACGATTAGCTTATCCTGTAGACAAGAATAAAGAAGGGATTTATGTACAACTGAGCCATAATGGTGATGGACAACAGGTAGCGCTTTTAGAAAGAGCTATGCGTTTAAGTGAAGATGTTATTCGGTACCTTACTGTTAAACAGGATGGACCGTTACCCGCTCCACGCACAGTCTCTACTCCAGATCCGGAAACTCCTGTCGAGAGTGAGCCCCAAGCCACTTAATAATTTGCATCTCGGATTTGTAAGATTGAGGAAAAACAGTAGTCATGCGGAAGAAAATATCTTATTATTTTAAGATCCAGCTTGACTGAGTAATTTTCGAAGCATATATTATAACTATAAGCAAGCTTGCATAGCGAGTATCTACTCAAGAGGTTAAACGTATAGAAAGAAATATGCTTTCATCCAAAAGTTACCCTCTCAGGCATCGACATGCCAATGATTGTTCTTTAGGTAAGGTTGCCCAATGTTAAACCTTCTTCACAGAACGATTTCGATATCACTCGCGGTATAACTCAAACCTATTTTCTTTCCAAAAGAGATACTCCCATTATTATTGGGAAAAACAAGATGAGCATATAAACTAATCTCAGGTCAGGATAAAGAGATTGAGATTGGATGAGACTGATTAAGTGTATAGCTAGGCTTAGAATGAAAGCAAAGATCCCGGACTTTAGCAAAGATCGAAATATGGAAGCCATCAAAACTCCTGTAAGCTGCTGACTTAAGACAGCTTCTTTGATGAAGTTGTCTTAAGTCACTTATGCATAGAATTACATGGACATTCTTGACACAATTAACCCTTCCTTAACAAGATATAATCGCAGTGACGTAACGCCAATCTTGCCTCTTCGTGATGAGCCAGACTTGCTAACCTGGCTTGAGGAAACTGGTCGTCTTGTTACAGATGAAGTAACCACATCTCCTGAGATAAGCACTGTCGAGGAAGAAGAACTTTCAGTACTAATGGGCGAAAAAGAGGATTATTCTTCAGTTGACGAGCAAACTGACGAAGATTGGGATAGTTGAAAAGATTTTATTCATTGCCTCGACATTATAGGAATTAAGTCTGCCAGTTTCATTATTATAAGTGATCGCTATTGGCAAACAATTGCGTCAACATCTCTGGATAAATGGACGCTTACACTTAGCAATACTAACGGCCTCGGTAAGTGCTATCTGCATATTACTAGATTTAAGGCATCCAGGAAGTCTGTTAACAATTATCTTGGCTACTAGTGCGATATCAAGTAGTAGTTTATGTAACTTGGGGATACCTCTTTTGCGTATTTTAAAGATGGAACAAATAATAAGAAAGGATGGTCCTATTGGACACTATGGTAAAAAGCATACACCTACGATGGGTGGTATAATCACAACCTTAATAGGACTTCTGATTGGTACTTTAGGTAATAACAGTAATGGTCACAAGGGACACCTCTTAGCTATAGTAATAACAGCTTTAATATACTTAGGAATAGGTAGTCTGGATGATTGGAAAAGTCTTACCAACAATACAAACATAGGCTTAACAGCTAAAGGAAAGTTAGCCCTTCTATCTCTAGGGGCCATGGTGTTTATATCGATGCTTGGCCAATGGCTCTGGACTCACGATAAGATCGGTCTACCTTCTAATTATAATCTGAGTATAGGAGTTTTACTTTGGCCATTTATTTTATTCGTTTTATTAGCAGAAAGTAATAGCGCTAACTTAACAGATGGTCTTGATGGCTTATTGGCTGGATGTGGCACAATTATTCTCAGTGGTTTAATAGTGCAACTAGTTCTTTGTGGAACTACAAATAATATTTCAATGGCCTCTTTTTGCGCGTCCATCACTGGTAGTTGGCTTGGTTTTCTTAGCTTGAATCGCTATCCTGCGCGAGTTTTTATGGGAGATGCAGGGTCCTTGACTTTAGGAGTTTTAATAATAACCGTGGGCATTCTAACCAATACTCTATGGCCACTGTTCCTAACGAGTGGAGTACTATTAATGGAATCAGTATCTGTAATTATGCAAGTTAGTACCTTTAGTATAATAAAAAGGCAGAAACAGGGAGGAAAAAGGTTATTCCGAATGACGCCTTTACATCATCATTTTGAATTAGGAGGAACAGATGAAGCAAAGATAGTGTTTGCATTTTGGGTAACAAGTTTTTGCCTTCTACTAATTAGTATTGTACCACTAATTTGACAAACTGTATGTTAACACTTGTAAAAATTGAAAGTTTTTTGTTCAATCTATATGGACATTTATCATAAAAGGCTAGGCTATAATTTAATAGCTTTGCTCGTACTTGTGACTAATTAAAGATAAACTAATCTTCTCGGCCCGACCGTATCAACCGTCACCTTCGATTAGAAGTGAGAAGACCTTTGCCAATCATTATGGTGAGCTCAGCATCAGAGCGAACCATCGCTAGTGATACAGCTAGTCTAGGTGACTTCATCGAAGCTTCTGGCTTACTTAGTTATGATTCCACAGCAATTAAGCACATTTATGCTGGTCATCCTCAACGATTAATTAAACGGCTTTGGGAGACTTTTATTCCAATCAGTTTTTTCCTATTAGGTGTAGGTTTTGATTGGATTACAGGACAATTAAAGAGAGAAAGTCGTGCACGTAGTCGAGCTAAAGAATGTGCAAGCTTACTAGCAGATTTAGGACCTGCATTTATAAAAGCAGGTCAAGCATTATCCACACGTCCTGATTTGATTCCGCCCCTATTGCTCGAAGAACTGTCCGGTTTACAGGATCAGTTACCAGGCTTTGATAGCAATTTAGCTATGGCCTGCATCGAAGAAGATCTAGGGTGTAGTATAAGTGAGATTTACGAGCAATTAGATCAGGAGCCCATTTCTGCTGCTTCCTTAGGGCAAGTTCATAAAGGAATCTTGAAGGGAGGACAAGCTGTAGCTGTTAAGGTTCAGCGGCCTGGACTCAGAGAGCAAATTACACTAGATTTATATATAGTACGTAACATTGCTGATTGGCTGAATAAAAATGTTGGCCTCATTCGAAGTGATCTAGTTGCCTTGATTGATGAGCTAGGAAGAAGAGTTTTTGAGGAGATGGATTATCTTAATGAAGCCAGTAACGCGGAGACTTTTGCGCGGCTTCATGAGGATAATCCAAGGATAGCAGTTCCCAAGATTTATCATCATGCCACTAGCCGTCGTGTTTTAACGATGGAGTGGATTGATGGAGTAAAATTAACGAATCTTGAAGCTGTAAAAGGCTTAGGTATAGACCCTGATGACATGGTTCAAGTAGGGGTCAATTGTAGCCTAAAGCAACTACTGGAACATGGCTTTTTCCATGCCGATCCTCATCCTGGAAATCTATTAGCTTTAGCAGATGGCAGGCTAGCATACCTAGACTTTGGCATGATGAGCGAAGTTAGTCGCGAATCTAGAACAGGATTAATCCGTGCGGTAGTACATTTGGTCAATCGTAATTTCGCAGCTTTATCTAAGGATTTTGTCAGTTTGGGTTTTCTTCAAGAGGATGTAAATCTTGAACCTATAGTACCTGCGTTTGAAAGCGTTTTTGGACAAGCTCTGGAAATGGGGGTTAGTCGAATGGACTTTAAAGCCGTCACAGATGATTTATCTGGGGTAATGTATCGATTTCCTTTCCGAGTACCACCTTATTATGCATTAATTATTCGATCTTTAGTTACGTTGGAAGGTATAGCGCTTAATGTTGACCCTGACTTCAAAATTTTGGGTGCTGCGTATCCTTACTTTGCTAGGAGATTAATGGAGGATCCTGATCCTCAGCTAAGATCCAGCTTAAAAGAAATGTTATTTGATGGAGAAGCATTTCGTTGGCAAAGATTGGAAAACTTAGTAGCAAGTGCAGCATTACAGCAGGATTTAGATTTAGAAGGGCTTCTTGATCAAGTACTAGATTTCTTATTTTCTCCTCAGGGAGGGTTACTCCGTCAACAATTAGTAGATACATGTGTAAATCGTATTGACATGATAAGTTGGAACTCAATCCGTAACTTAAGTCTCCGAATTCCTTATCAGTTCCGACTACCAACTTTTAATCGTTCCGATAGTAGTCAACGAGACTTTTTACTTGAAATTGAACCAATTCGTCAGTTGTTCACTATCCTAAAATCTTTACCAGGATTTGAAACTCAACTTTTCCTTAAGCGTTTACCTCGTATACTAATGGAACCTGATTTTCAGAAAATGGGTTTTGCGGTTATTAAAGGTCTAGCAGAAAGAGGATTAGTAAGACTTGTTCGTGATATTTTGGCCGACCCAGATCTTAAAACTCAAACAGAATTACTACAAACTAGACAATAGTTGGATTGGTTACAAAGGCTGAAGAGAGAAAACTAATAATTAATACTCGGTCAGATCCTTAACGACCAATGTAGAAGCTTCCGATAGAAAAATTACCGAAGGGTTAGTTAATTGATTGGATGCTCATATAGATCGTAGAGTTATGCCAAGAACTATATTCAGCCCGGTGCCTATTTCTAACTCACTTCGACAGCATTTGGGAAACCGAATTACTTCTATTAGGCAATGGCGTGGACTAATAGAAGAATACCACAAGTGGTTGCCCGTATCAGAAAAAACGCCTATTATCACTCTTGGAGAAGGTGCAACACCTCTAATTCCAGCTGACCATATTTCAGAAATTATTGGGCGAGATATCAAAGTGTATTTAAAGTTTGATGGTTTAAATCCTACCGGTTCTTTTAAAGATAGAGGAATGACTATAGCTATAAGTAAAGCTAAAGAAAGAGGGGCAAAAGCTGTAATTTGCGCTAGTACTGGGAATACTTCCGCTTCTGCTGCTGCATACGCGTGTCGTGCTGGAATTAAAGTATTTGTATTGATTCCTGATGGTTATGTTTCACAAGGTAAGTTAGCACAGGCACTAGTGTACGGAGCCGAAGTTATAACGATAAAAGGAAATTTTGATAAGGCTCTAGATATTGTACAAGCAGCAGCCAAGACTTATCCTGTTACACTAGTCAATTCTCTTAACCCTTATCGTTTACAGGGGCAAAAAACAGCAGCTTTTGAAGTTATTGATGTCCTAGAGAAACTACCTGATTTCTTATGTATACCAGTTGGTAACGCTGGTAATATTAGTGCGTATTGGATGGGTTTCAATGAGTATAGGAAAGCGTATCATAGTCAAAAATTACCGCACATGATGGGGTTTCAAGCGAGTCTTTCTGCACCTTTAGTGTTTGAATCTACGGTAGAAAAGCCAAGTACCTTAGCGACTGCAATCCAGATTGGAAGACCCGTTAATCGGGATAAAGCAGTAAAAGTAAAACAAGATAGTAGGGGGATTTTCGCAATGATCACCGATGCAGAAATAATTCAAGCATATAAACTATTGGGTAATACTGAAGGAGTATTTTGTGAACCGGCTAGCGCTATCTCGGTCGCCGGATTACTAAAGCATAGATATGAGGTACCGAATGGTTCCACTGTAGTCTGTGTTTTAACAGGAAATGGTCTCAAAGATCCGGATTGTGCAATCCAGAACAACTGTGCAATTTTTCATAAGAAGTTGGATCCAGATATCAAGGAAATAGCCAATGTACTTGGATTCTAATCAGCCTACCAAGTGTCTGGAGAAAGTAAATAAAATTATTTTGGAAATTAGTGAATCCTAAATGTCTTCCACAAGTTCGTTAGTACCTTCTACTATTATGCTTTAATTTTTAAAGTTAAATTTTCATCTACAAAGTAATAGATTAACGATTCATCTTGAATATTACCTATTATTCTAGCATTGCTTAATTCCCTAGAGTGTGAAACTATTAAATGATCGGCTAAATATTACAGTTAGGAAATGAAGCTGCTCTGTTCGCAGACTGAATTACATAAAAGCCTTCAGTTTGTAAGTCGAGCTGTAGCTACACGCCCTACTATCCCTATTCTTAATAACATACTACTGAATGCAGATGCCGGGAAGGGACAACTTAGTATTATAGGTTTTGATCTGAGTCTTGGAATCCAGGCTAATTTACCTGCATCTGTGGAAGAGAGCGGAACTGTCGCTTTACCTTCTCGGCTCTTCGGCGAAATCATTTCTAAGCTCTCAGATGAAACTCCACTTAGTATTTCTAATCTTAATAGCAATAATCAGATAGAAATAAATAGTTTTTCAGGGACATACCAAGTACACAGTATACCAGCTGATATTTTCCCTAAACTACCAGTTGTGGAAAATGGTATCCCAATTCGATTGGAAGCTGAATCTTTAATTAGGGGACTAAGGGCAACTCTTTTCGCTAGCAGTAACGATGAGGCAAAACAAATCCTAACAGGCGTCCATTTACAATTTAATGGACAAGAACTTGAATGTGTAGCTACGGATGGTCACAGATTAGCGGTTTTACGCCTTACTCATGGTGTAACGGATGCAGGCGTAAATGAGACTGGAGTAACTCCAGAAAACTATGCGGTTACATTGCCCACGCGTTCTTTAAAGGAACTTGAAAGGCTGCTCTCTGGTTGTCCATCGAAGGAGGATATCAAGCTGTTATACAATGAAGGTCAAGCTATGTTCATATGGTCTAATCAAACTTTAACTAGTCGGACACTAGAAGGAATTTACCCTTCGTACCAAAATCTTATCCCGACTCATTTCGCTCAGAGTATAACCTTGGATCGTAAAGCTTTAATAGTAGCGCTTGAGCGAGTTGCAGTACTCGCTGGGAAAAGTAATAACATCGTGAAATTTATCTGTGATTCAGAAAGTAACAAACTATATATCAGCACTGATGCTCAAGATATTGGTAGTGCATCAGAATCAATAACGGTTGATTTTAACGGTGCTCCACTTCAAATTGCATTTAACGTTCAATATCTTCTTGATGGTCTGAAAGTTATTGCAGATGAAATAATACAAATACTGTGCAATGCCTCGGATACTCCAGCAATATTGACATCTCAAGCAGAAGTACGTAACTTTACTTACTTAATAATGCCTGTTCAAATTCGCGATTAGAGAAGTGAGTCTACCAAGAGATTTATTACTAAGTGATTTACTTCGTCACCAAGTTATATCAGAGACAGGTGCGAGAGGCTTAGGTATACAAGCATGGATACATCCCTCTTCTCATCGAGTACTGGGATGGGTTAGTCGTCCATCACCTTTACATACTCGATATGTTGTCTGGCGACTAAATCAATTGTGTAGTTTTACTCAACAAGAAGTACTAGTCTATGGGAATGGTGTAGAAATCGATTCGGTTATTCTTCAGAAATTGCCGACTGTAATTAATTCAAGTTTAGTAAACTACTGTAACCAGCGATTAGGAATAGTGGCTGACATTACTATCAATCTAACGACTGGAGGTATTGATAATTATTTGGTTGCCCGAAGCAATCCAAATATACCAGGGAGTAGTCGATGGGGTATGAAAGCTCATCTAATTGTCAATCAACACGGCAATCAAGTGTTTACTGAAATTCAGAGTTTAAAAGATCTTCCTTTGATTCGTTCTAGTATACGTCAGGACCTAATTACTAGGTCTCGTCATCTACGTACACGTATAAGAATGATGAATAATCAAGCTAAACAAAGAGTTGAATCTATCCTGTATTCATGGGAGAGTGGGGACCTGCCACGTTCTCAAATATCTTCAAATTCTAAAATTGACGAAATAAACATAGATAACTTTAGGAACCATAAAAGATCTGGTCTTGATAGACAAGATTATGCAGCGAATTTTGGGAGTATCAATCAGACGGATGATGATTTTCTTTTAGATGAAGATCCCTGGATTTGATATGATGCAATCTAATTCTTACAATATTGAAGCAAGGTCCCTTCTATAATGAAGGGATATCCTACACCTTTTTCTGTGTTTCGTATATTTGATAAGGAAGACTTAATTCGAGCCAGTTACAATGAAATAGTTCGACGATTAAAGAGGAAACCAAATCCAGCTGAGTTGGACATCTTCGAGGTACTGTGGTGCAAGTATTCTCCCTCTTGCGACTTCCAAATATCATTCCAAGATTCTCTGAGCAGTGACGATTCTCTATTGAATGTTCAAATCCAAAATACTGGTATTGTCGATTTAGGTAAAGGACAATCATTAGTATTGGGAATGGAGAGCTATAGTCCGTTAACAACACTTGGGATTCTCCAACGTACAGTTACCTGTATAAACGGTGTCTTGGCTGGTATTTCTCTGAGGAAAGCACGCCCTATAGCCCTATTAGATACATTACGCATCGGGCCTTTAGAAAAAAATAGCAATATAGACATATTGCAAGATATAGTAGCTGAGATTAGTTATTGTGGACAGTCGGCAGGAGTTCCAATTATTGGTGGTAAAACAAGCTTAGATGATATTTACGATGGTAATCCGCTTGTAAATGTTATGGCTATCGGTTTAATAGAGACTGACGCTATAGTTTGTTCAGGGAAATGTTGTATTGGTAGTCCTATTGTTTATATTAGTTGCATTGTCAATCATGAGGGAATCAAAGAAGGAGATCCCTTTTTGAAAAGCGCTCTAATTGAAGCATATCTTGAAGCCTTCACAAGCGGAAATATCTTATTTACTCAACATATAGGGACCTTTATTCGTAGTTGTGCAGAAATGGCGATAAAAGGACACATTGGTATTGAAATCGATTTAGATCGTATTCCCATAGCTCAGACAGAAATAAATCCTTATGAATTCTTGCTCTCGGAATATCAAGAGACAATGATTCTTGCTGTATGTGCAGGCCAAGAAGAGTCTTTGTTAACCTGTTTTTGTTATTGGGGTTTGCAGGCGTTAGTAATTGGAAGGGTATTAAAAGAATCAGTAATCAGAGTACTGAATAATGGTAAAGTAATTGTTGAAGTACCTAGCGATGCCTTGACCTGTAGCATTCCTGTAACCTCTTATAAGCTTTTTAATATCATTCCTGATAGCATTAAGAAACATTGGGAATGGACAGAAATAGAACTCCCACAAGCTGACTGTACAGGAATTACACCTGCAAAGACTCAGAATAAATTAAGTTGGGGTGAAATATTGCTCATCCTTTTGGATTCGGTAAATATTACTAGTAAGCGTTGGGTTTGGCGTCAATACGATTACCAGATTCAGTCAAATACTGTCACTACCCCAGGCAACAGCGATGCATCTGTCCTTCGATTACGGTCGCAGATAGAACAGTCGTTGTCTATAGGTCAGTACCGGGGTATTGCGGTAACTTTAGATTGCCCCAACCATTTGGTTGCTTTAGATCCAGAACGAGGCAGTATCGCTGCAGTAGCAGAGGCTGCACGGAATTTAACTTGTGCAGGTGCTGAACCTTTGGCTATTATTAATAATCTGACTTCTGCTTTGTCAGAGCCAACTATTGCTTATTGGCAATTAGCAATGTCATATAGAGGTATCTCTCTTGCTTGTTCAATACTCAATATCCCAATCGTGAATAGTGATACTTTGCCTTACAACAAGACAAATTTGTATAGTAACAAATTACACTCAATATATCTTGCTCCCGTTGTTGGTATGGTTGGTTTGATTCATAACCTTTGCCATGTTACTAGCTTGGGATGGATTGAAACAGGTGACTCTATTTGGCTATTAGGTGTACCCCTCCTAGAAAAAAATGAACATGAGGATCGAGTGAGCCTCGGGGGATCAAGTTATCTCGAGTCTGTACATAACATCATAATAGGCAGACCCCCAAGGATTGATCTTTTACTGGAATATAGAGTACAAAAGATTGTTCGTCAGGCTATAATATCTGGAATCATACACTCTGCACATAACTTATCGGATGGAGGACTAGCTGTAGCAGTTGCCGAGAGTTGTATCGTCTCAGGGCTAGGCGCATATATTTCTTTGTCATATAGTCCAGTACGATTAGATCGCCTCCTCTTTGGTGAAGGAGGGGCTCGGATATTGGTTAGTATTTCAAAGAGATATAAAGACAAATGGAAAAAACTTTTGGAAATTGCCAGAAGCTCTGGTCAAGAGATTCCTGCTGAATGTATTGGGATGGTGACAGATAACCCCCAATTAATAATTGAACATAGTTCAATTTCTCTCTTAAATCTTTCTATATATAGTCTTACAAGTACTTACGAGGAAGGCTTACCACGTCGCACGGTAAAGCAAGTATAAGTAGAGTAGCCAGCTGTTTACTATAAAATTTCCCTCTAACGTTTTTATGTTTTTCTCATATTTTGACACGATAATTACATTTTTTTTAAATAACCTATGAGTACATTAGAATACATTTAAGCAATGGCCTTAGAGTATAAAGCTTGCAATCAATATCAATTCCATTCCTTAAACTTTGCAATAATACATATTATAATTAAAGCCAGCGATAGTTACACAAATCATTTCTCTCAACTTTAGTATAGCCGTAAATTAACCAATCAAGATTGGTATCTGTTTAATAATCGAAACCTGGAAAAATATAAATCGAATTCAATGTCTACTGTATGGAATAAAAGTACATACAAGCATTAATCTAGATGCCAGTAACAAAATCTCTCGTGAAATCATATCAAGAGATTTCTCTTTATGTTGATTAGAGCTAAGGAGATTAATACAAGATTGGCACATAAGTCCTTCCTTCAATAATTGATTTCGGGTTAACCGATTGCTGGTTGTGATAAGCATGAAATGGAATTTAGCAACAACTATCGTGTTTGTATTTTATGTTGGATATTGATCAGTCGACAATTTCCTCCACACTATAACATCATTTTATGGTGGAATTAATTTGGGAATCATGATTGTATACATTATCATATTTGTGCTTTATCCTGGATATATCCCAGTTATCGGAGTTTCAAACGTAGTAGATATCAAGGTTACAGAAGGAAGTAGTATGACTAGTTCCAATCATTTGACAGGAAATAATTATATAGGAGTTGTATCGTCACCTAGGCCACTTAAAGTTTGCAAAATACAAGCTCGACCAAAATTTAATCTATTATTAGACAAACCTTCCATATAAAATCATAGTCATAATTATAGGCAATACTATGGTGAGGAGTCCTATAATATGGTTGCGTGAATAGCAAGTTTGTGCAATTTTTATCTGGTAATAAAAGCGGTGAAGTACGTTTTTCACAATTTAGATGAAAACCATTTTTGTACTGCCCTTCCAATAGATCTTGATCAAAAGTAAACAACTGCTATAATAAAAGAGACATCCATTTTAATGTCGATGCTATTGATTTCATTTGTAATTATCCAACTGCATTCGACTTTAGGATAGCTCGAACAGCGCTTGTAATACCCAATAATATTCAAGGTGACTAAATCGTAGTAAATAGTAAAATCTAACTATCATTTTGAGTTCGAATTTCTGATCAAAGGAATTAATCGCTTTATTCGTTCACCTCTAGCTAATTGCATTTGCTGACCAAACCCTAGTGTACTCTCAATATCGTAATCTGATATTCGTAATCTGAAGCTACGACCACTACTGAGTTGACCGCTAACTATCCCAGAGGATGTACTTTGTAAATCGACTAAGGTATCTCCCTTTTTCCTAAACGGCAATCCAATCTGCCCTAGGTGGCCGCGTTCAGTGACTTTAAGACTGGAACAACTTAGACGTTTAATCTGTCCTTTTGCGGTAGCCAGTATTAGACTGCTTTGATCCTCTATACATGTAGCTCCTGCTATACTTTCACCTGGGAGAAGTTTTAGCAAAAGGGTTCCTTTTGCTGTACGTTTCACAAGAGGGAGTATACCTTTTTGAAGTTTAAATCGTAACAGCCGCCCCATACTACTTGCAAGAATTAATTCTTGGTTTTCTAAACAAGCAATTACTCTTAGTAAGTTAACTCCCTGCTTAAGTTTGAATACAGTAGTTGCCCGTCCTGATAAGTCTCGAAACACTTCAAGTGGTAAGCGCTTAAAGTGGCCATCACTACTAAGTAAACCCAGGCTAAGATTCGGTTTAGTATAAGATGGCAATGGAACTATTTGGATTACCTGCCCTTCACGGAGACTATGAGGTAAAAAGTTTGCTATACTGTGAGGCTGCTCCCTAACCATTTCCCAACGTAGTAGTCCCACACGTCCGGTGGAACTGAAGGCGAGTAGATTAGGGCAACTATTTACAGTTAATAGCAATTGGAGTGGAGAAGGGTGATGGCCAATCTCTACACTGTCTTCCAATCGCAACTTCTTAATACTTTGTATAGTGCTGATACGTACTTGCCCATCTTGACTGATTAGTAGCTGACTATTTAGTAAGGGATCTTCGACAACTTGTTGCTGTTCTACTTTTGTTGTTAGATAATTATTTGGATAGATATTTTCATCTCTCAACACAGTTCTCCGAGGTGTCGCAAAGCGCTTTTTTAAACTTTTTAGTTCATTTGTTATGGACTTAAGTAGAGATTCACGCTCTCTTAAAAGAAGATATAAATCCCGTCTTTCTTGGCGCAGTAGCGTTGACTCCTGCAACAAGGTATTCTTCTCAAAATTAGTTAGTCGTCGTAGCGGCATATTCAAAATCGCATCAGCCTGAATACTAGTAAGATTTAGATGAGCCTGTAAATTTAGTTGTGTATTGTCGATATTTTTTAGACTCTGTATTATGCTGATAACCCTGGGTAAATCGCAGAGTGCCTTAATTAATCCTTCAACGACTTCTAACCTCTTATCAACATGTTCCAAAGTATTTTGAGTACGGCGAATAACCGTCACTTCTCTATATGAAAGAAAATGCTCTAATAGTTTCCTCAGACTGAGTTGTACAGGCTGACCATTAACCAGTGCCAATATAATTGCACTGAAATTTGTTTGTAACGAGGTTCTTCGTTGAAGGATATTTAAGATTTCTTTGGGTTCTGTACTCCTACCCAATTCAATTACCAACCTCATGCCATCTCGATCACTCTCATCTCGAATATCTGTAATCCCTGTAATTTTATCATCGTTTATCTGGTCTGCAAGTTTTTCTATCCAACTGGCCTTACTTAATTGATAAGGAAGCTCAGTAATTACTACAGCACACCGGCGATTCCGGTATTTTGCGGATTGCAGTTCTTCAATATGTGCAACACCTCCCATTTTAATAATGCCGCGCCCATGGAGATAAGTATCCTTAACTCCTTTTCCTATAAATATCTCTCCACCCGTTGGGAAGTCAGGGCCTGGAATGAAATCTAATAACACCTCATCACTTAATTTAGGCTTACGAACCATTGCGATTAAGGCATCCACAACCTCGCCGAGATTATGTGGAGGAATACTAGTAGTCATACCAACGGCAATGCCTGAGCAACCATTAAGCAATAAAAAAGGCAGTTGAGCTGGTAGAACAATAGGTTCTTCTTGAGAACCATCAAAATTGGGAATGAAATCGACAGTATTCTGGTTAATTTCATCTAACAACCCATCGCTTGCAATTAATGCAAGACGTATCTCTGTATAGCGCATTGCAGCTGGTGGATCGTCATCCACTGATCCAAAGTTACCGTGCCCATCCAGTAATGGATATCGACTTGTAAAGTCTTGTGCTAGTCGCACTAATGCATCATAAACAGCCTGATCTCCGTGAGGGTGATATTTTCCTAGAACATCTCCCACAATACGAGCTGATTTACGATATGAGTATCTAGGTGTTAAGCCTAGTTCATGCATAGCATATAAGATGCGCCGCTGAACAGGTTTTAAACCATCTCGAACATCTGGTAATGCACGTCCCACTATAACGCTCATGGCGTATTCTAGATAGGAACGCTGAAGTTCATTATGTAGTCCGATCGATTGGATACGCTCCTCTGCCATCCGGTTTTGGTATATGAGGGCGAGAATTGTCTCAGCCTACAGATCCTCATTAAAGATGTAGATTGCTACGATTACTGATATCTATATCTTCCAGTAAAATCTTATATTGATTGTAATTAACTACCAGATCTTAACATCTGAACATCAAACTTTATATATGATGTCCGGTGTTACGTCTCCACATCCAGGGTTTAATACGTCTTAATGCTGATCCATGTAACCTTTGATGCCAGAGTTCATCTTTCCACGTTCTGATATCTTGAGTAGTTAAGTTAAGCACCCAGGACTTGGGATATAGTTGTAAGTTATTTGAGAAAGTCAGAGGATTGTGGTTCCAAGGACATACATCTTGACAGATATCACATCCTATAATCCAAGATCCCATATGTTTTTTGATGATTTCTGGTAAATGACTATTTCGGTTCTCGATGGTATGAAATGCGATGCAACGTCTACTATCGACAACAAATGGTTCGGTTAAAGCTCCTGTCGGACAGGCTTCTAAACAACGACGGCAGCTACCACACAAAGATTCGGCTGGTTCGTCCGAAGGGAATAGAATGTCAGTTAGTAAATGACCTATAACGAACCAAGATCCTTTCTGTGAGTTTATGAGATTGCTATTCTTCCCAATCCAACCTAAACCAGCTTGTTCTGCCCAAACTTTATCTAAAAGAGGCGCGGTATCAACACAGGTCCGCCAGTGAGTATCAGGCCTTTGCTCTTGCAACCAACGACCAACTCGACGTAAACGTTGATCGATTATCTTGTGATAATCCTGGCCCCAACCATAGCGTGCAATCGCTAATTTTTCTGGATTTCTCTGGATCCCAACATAATACTGGAGTCCGACCGCTAAAATGCTTTGGGTTCCTGGCAGAAGTTTCTCAATTGTTTGACGATAAGGATCTTGCATCCAATTCATATTTCCATGGTGCCCGTTTGCTAACCAAGCTTCGCTAGCAGCGCTACGCAGAGAAAGTCTTGTCTGTGGAATTACATGAGTAATCCCAACAAGTTCAAAATTCTCTTCACGAGCGCGATTCTTGAGTTGTAGCCCTAATCTTTCATTCATAATTCCCTCTATAGTGAAACTGACACTTCAAAATGCTTTTTGTAAGAACCACTGCTTACTGTAGTGAATTTAGTAAGACCATTATTGCTAGTTCTTTAGAACCATGACCATTGATATGTTAACACGGTTGTGGTAGCAGCCCAGAAACCAAAGACGAAAAATACGAATTTTTTATACGAATTGAGCTGTTAAGTCGCAAGGCTGACTACTCGGCTAGCTAAGTTGGTTGCAGCAAGTCAACATCCGGTCTTCCGGGGCATTCCTTGGTTAATTCCAGTCCCAGACCTGATCAACCGCTGACCACACGGCTCCAGCAAGATCTCAAGAATGACCTAATTGCAGGACTACTAGTCGTCATCCCTTTAGCTACTACAATTTGGCTTGCTACTACAGTAAGTCGTTTTGTACTAGCATTCCTGACGTCTATACCGAAGCAATTTAATCCATTCATCACTCTTAACCCTCTTCTCCAAGACCTGATTAACTTGGCCCTTGGCTTAGTGGTCCCATTGTTGGGGATTCTACTAATAGGGTTAATGGCCCGAAATATTGTGGGCCGATGGTTATTAGAATTTGGAGAAGGAACATTACAACGAATCCCCCTAGCTGGATCTGTTTATAAGACATTAAAACAATTACTCGAAACGTTTCTAAGAGACAATTCTACCAAATTTCGTCGAGTGGTATTGGTTGAATACCCTAGAGAAGGTCTTTTTTCATTGGGATTTGTTACAGGCGTTCCAGGGACATCACTACAAGCCAGCTTTGACGAGCCCATGTTAAGTGTTTTTATACCAACTGCACCAAACCCTACAACTGGTTGGTATACTATTGTGCCAGAGCGATTAGTACGTGATCTTGATCTTTCCGTAGAAGATTCTTTTCGCACGATTATTTCTGCCGGTATCGTTAATCCGGATGAACGAGAAGCGCCTATCAATCGTAGTTTTTCTAGTCTATTGGCACAACTACGTGCTCCCATTGTATCTCCACCGGCTAAAGAAGTTTAACTATTCTCAGATTACAGTAAACTGATGCAAAATCGTACAGTTGCCCGTGAACTAGCATTATTGATTTTGGGACAAATACATGAGCATAACTCAGTATCTCAATTTTCAATAGAGCAACTTTTGCACAAGTCATTGAATAGCCTCACTCAGCATGTACGTGAAGGACTAGATTGTGCTGCCATTGATTTACAACAAGCTCAGCAATTCTTGTTAGATAGTGAGTTGATAAATGATGAGACTCATTTATTAAAAGTAAGACAACATCTAAGAAATAGTCTTGAAAGGACAGAACAAGCTCTCAATCACTTATCGGCTAGTATTGAATTACCTTGCTTACTAATGTTAGCCGATAGAGATGAAATTCGCCAAGATGCTCTTGATCGTGTGCGTCGAGTAATAAAAGATCGTGACGATATTGATCATAAACTTGATAAAGTAATGGAAAATTGGCGCCTTATAAGACTTCCCCGTATAGATAGAGATATTTTGCGTCTAGCTAGTGTTGATCTTCACCAACTTGGTACACCTGCAAGTGTGGCATGCAATGAAGCTGTTGAGATGGCCAACCGCTACAGCGATGAGCAGGGTCGTCGCATGATTAACGGCATCCTGCGGCGGCTCACTACGCCCGCTTAAGGTTTGAGGATGTTATGACTTATGATTCGTTGCCAAACCATGATGAGAAAAAGACAAATAACAATGAGATATTGAGTAATATAGACGACGGCAATTCTGGTACAAATAATAAAATCAGTACAGAAGAAGATTCTCTAGTTTGGGCCCGTCAACTGTACGCTCGACTGAAGGCTCAGCACGAGTCAACCCTTATCATAGAAAAACAACCACAGAATGATATTAAACAAGTTAATGATACGTCTTACTCACAAGAGACAAAAAGCTCTAATACCCAGAGTATAGGATTGAATAACGATGAGCGAAATATTAATAGATCTGTTAGTCCTGACTTGAAATCGCCTCAGATAAGTCAATTTGATTCGGACTTTACTTGGTCATCCGAAGTCCTGGCTGCTAAAGGTGTCAAGGTTGATCAAGTTACTATTGAGGATATTGATTGGCTTACTCGTCTACGTCGTGGATTACAAAAAACTCGTCAAGGGCTAGTTAGTCAATTATTAGATATTTTAGGCGATGACCCTCTTACCCCAGAGACTATAGATGATCTGGAAACATTATTGTTAAAAGCTGATGTAGGTGTAAATGCTACCGATAAAGTATTATCGGTTCTCCGACAACGTATGAACGAAGAAATTATAGATCCTACAGAAGGTATTCAGATTCTCAAGAATGAACTAAAAAACTTGTTAGAAGAGCCCATTCGTGAGAGTAGTCAAAAAGTACTTACACCTGATAAAAATCGTTTAAATATTTGGCTACTTGTTGGCGTTAATGGTGTAGGTAAAACGACTACTCTAGGCAAACTTGCAAATTTAGCAGTACGCAGTGGGTATACAGTACTCATAGCAGCCGCAGATACGTTTCGAGCTGCAGCAGTACAACAAATTGAGGTATGGGGTCAAAGAAGTCATGTACCTATCATTGCTAATCCTTCGGTAAATGCTGATCCAGCAGCCGTGGTTTTTGATGCTCTGAATGCAGCTAAGGCTAAAGGAACTAACCTAGTCCTTGTAGATACGGCTGGTCGTTTACAAACCAAGCATAATCTAATGGAGGAGTTAGCCAAAATAAGACGTGTTATTGATCGTTTAGCTCCAAATGCGGCTGTTGAGTCATTACTTGTACTTGATGCTAGTCAGGGCCAAAATGGATTATATCAAGCCATGGCTTTTGCAAAAACGATTCCTCTAACAGGAGTGATCCTGACTAAACTTGATGGTAGTCCCCGTGGTGGTATTGCTCTAGCAGTAGCGTCAGAAGCAAAATTACCTATTAGATTTATTGGTGCTGGCGAAGGAATTCGAGACCTACATCCTTTTAGTAGTTTTGAGTTTGTAGAAGCATTATTGGCTGGTAAATAATCTTATGCTTAAAAGTGCTGTCGATATTCTTACGTATCTAATACTAGTAACCCGCATCTTCTAATTGTATAGCTGCATGCAAGAATAATTGTGGGGAGGCGGAATAGTTACTTGCAACTTCTGTAAACCAACGTCTCCAACGACGAGCACCTTGGATTCCTTGAACCAGGTGTACTATGTGTCGAGCTATTGGCCAAATTCGACCACCGGTCTCATACCATCTTTTAGCGTAGGGATATAAACGGAACAGTATTGCGGATGGTCTATTGTCTGAATTTGTTTGATCATTAAATAAAAGTCTATCTAACTCTTTCCAGTACAAAGGATTTTCATACACTTTTCGGCCAACCATAACGCCATCAGCCCAAGAGAGGGCGTTTTGGCAATCTATCAAATTGGTTAGACCACCATTCAGTTCAATTAATAGGTGAGGACGATCATTTTTTAAACGTCTCACAATTGAATGATTAAGAGGTGGAACCATACGATTTTCTTTAGGATCTAAACCTGATAACCATGCTTTACGAGCATGAATACTGAAACGGTTTGCGCCAGCACTCGCTACCTGATCTATAAACTTTAGGAGTTGCTCGTAAGAATCTTTGTGATCAATCCCTATTCGGTGTTTTACTGTTACTGGTATATGAGTTTCCTGTACCATAGCATTTACACAACGTGCAACGTGGGCTGATTCTGCCATCAAACAAGCCCCAAAATGTCCTTTTTGTACATTGTTACTAGGACAACCAACATTTAAATTAATTTCATCATATTGCCAACGAGTAGCTAATCTGGCCGCTTCTGCTAATAATAGGGGATCATCCCCTCCCACTTGAAGTGATATAGGCTTTTCACAAGAGCTAAAGCCAATTAAACGATCTAGTCTTTTAATTTTTTTAATCTGGTCTTCTCGTTGACAATGAGTTAGTGCATGAGCAACTATCATTTCTGTATAAAGTAAACAATGCTTTGAGATTTCTCTCATTATTACCCTAAAATGTCTATCTGTATAATTCATCATTGGCGCTACACTGAAGCGGAAGGGGTACGTACTTATTGAGGTCGTTTTTCCTGTGAGCTTTTGCATTCTAGTATTTTTCTAGTAGTTTATGTCACAAGTTAAATCAAAAGATTTTCTAAATAAATCTTGGAGATTAATAGTGATTGGAGGGGGTGCTGCTGGATTCATGGCAGCCATTACAGCAGCAGAAGCAGGTGTGCAACAGGTTTTAATTTTGGAATCAACTAATGATCCTCTAAATAAAGTTCGGATTAGTGGTGGTGGCCGCTGCAATATAACCCATGCCTGCTGGAATCCAAAAGATCTAATTCGACATTATCCTCGAGGAAACTACAGTTTACTGAACCCCCTGAGTACTTTTGGGGCTGGTGATGCTATAGCTTGGTTTGCAGATCATGGACTACGTCTGATAGAAGAGATAGATGGACGAATGTTCCCAGAAAGTCATTCTTCAAGTTCAGTAATTAATACATTAAAACGTGCAGCAGAAAAGGTGGGTATTTGCATACAAAGTAATAAGTATGTGGAAATGATATCTATTAAGGAGACTCAGGAGGTTGAATTATGTGTCCGAGACCGTGACAAATCGTCGAGTCATGTATTATCATGTAACATAGTAGTATTGGCAACAGGTAGTCATCCCAGTGGATATCGTATAGCTGTCAATCTAGGTCATACGGTTATTAAGCCAGTACCTTCTCTTTTCACTATCTCGTTACGTGAGAAAGCGTTTCAACGCTTAGCCGGTGTCGTTATAGACCCGGTTATATTAAAGTTGAATTTACCTTCGGGATGTTTTACTGACAAAGGTCCCATCCTGATTACTCACTATGGATTGAGTGGTCCTGTTGTTCTAAGACTTACAGCTTTTGCAGCTCGTGCTTTGAAAGAAATCAACTATCAAACATCGGTGGAAGTTGACTGGAGCGGAGGAAGATCATCGATGGAATTATACTCTATTATTGCTAGTATTCGTGAGGAACATGCGAAGCGTCAAGTGTTAAATTGGCGTCCATGGCCCGAACTTAGCCGTCGTTTGTGGACTTATTTAGTGCAGAATTTGAATCTTGATTTGGATAAACGTTGGGCTGATGTAAGTAAAACAGAGATACAATTGATAATAACCATACTAAGAAAGAGCGTATACTACATGGAGGGAAAGGGACCATTTGGCGAGGAATTTGTGACTTCCGGTGGAGTTGATCTAGACGAAATACATTTACCAACCATGCAAAGCAAAATTACGTCGAAAGTGTATTTCGCAGGAGAAATCATGAATGTTGATGGGATTACAGGTGGGTTTAATTTTCAGCATTGTTGGAGTTCTGGTTGGATAGCGGGGAAATCCATAGCGGAGAGTTTATTATAAGATCCTAGAATTATTGTTTATGTACGTTTCAGTATATATATTTCTGAGATCCGGTATTATTGTGTTTTAATAAATCCTCTTGGTTCAGATAAAAGCAGGTGAGTCAGTTAGGTGTACCGTACGCCAGCGCGAGGAGAGTACAGTCAAATTGCCTATTGCTATATAACACTAGATACCGTTAATTATCTTTGATTTACATGAATCTCAATTTATACTCTGAAAGAGGTGCGGGTCTCCCCCGCTTGTGTAAAGAGGCTACTAGCCTTCAATATGTTTTGATCCAACATTTAGTTTTAGCAAGCATGAATAGTGACATGCAGAACTCTAGTCAAGATAGTACTAACGATTTTTTAGAAATTTCAAATGAGCTAACAGATATTGATGGTAAGTCAACTCAAAATGAATCTATAAGCGATGAAAATATTTGCGAGGATAAGACGGAAAATTCACAGTCTAAAGATAGCCTAAGTTTGGAAGAATTGCAATCAGCTTATAATACTTTATCCTTAGAGAAAGAATCTCTTCAAGGACAATACGTTCGTATCGCGGCCGATTTTGATAATTTTCGTAAAAGGCAAATTAGAGATCAAGAAGAGTTACGTCTACAGATCACTTGTTCTACCTTAGAGGCGATACTTCCAGTAGTGGATAATTTCGAACGAGCTCGTCAACAATTAGATCCTCAAACTGAAGAAGGACAAGAACTACATCGAAGCTATCAAGGCTTATACAAGCAATTAGTTGATATATTCAAGCAAATGGGGGTATCGCCGATGAGAGTAGAAGGAGAATTATTTGATCCTAACCTACATGAAGCAGTATTGAGAGAGCCTAGTGATGTTTATGCGGAAGATATCATAACCGACGAACTACAACGAGGCTATCAACTCAACGGAAAAGTTCTGCGGCACGCGTTGGTAAAAGTATCAATGGGACCTGGCTCTCAAGTTGAAAGTACCCAAGTTTCATCTGAAGGTTCTACCGATTAAATGTACAAGCTGAGGGTCGGTTCTCACACCTAGGGCTAATCTATGTAGCCTCTTAGAATTGAGTAGATATAACAGGTCGATGGCAGATTATTACAGCGTGCTTGGAGTTAGTCGGGATGCAGATAGCGAAACTATCAAAAAAGCCTATCGTCGTATGGCTAGGAAGTATCATCCAGATATCAATAAAGAGCCTGGTGCCGAAGATCGTTTTAAGGAAGCAAGTCGGGCTTATGAAATTCTGAGTGACCCTCAAACCCGTAATCGTTACGATCAGTTTGGTGAAGCCGGGGTATCTGGTGGTGGTATCCCAAATACAGGTGACGTAGGAGGATTTGCTGACCTTTTTGAAACATTTTTTAGTGGCTTTGGTGGAACTGCAGCTGGAGGTCGAACAGGAGGAGCACAGAAGGGAGATGATTTACGATTAGACTTTACTGTTGATTTTAACGAAGCAATTTTCGGTCAAGAGAGAGAAGTTCAAGTTCGCCACCTTGAAGTCTGTAGTAGCTGCCGAGGTACAGGGGCAAAGGTTGGTAGTGGTCCTACTGATTGCACAACATGTAATGGAGCTGGTCAAGTTCGTCGAGCAATGCGTACACCACTTGGAAGCTTTGCTCAAATTGTCGTTTGCCCGACCTGCGAAGGTAATGGTCAGATAATTACGGATCCCTGTCAATCTTGTAGTGGGCAAGGTGTACACCAAGTACGAAAAAAGCTTCTTATCAACATCCCTCCTGGTGTAGATACAGGAGTTCGATTAAGAATTAGTAATGAAGGTAACGCAGGGGTACGAGGTGGTCCTTCAGGAGACCTCTATGTCTTTGTTACAGTTAAACCACATCCAACACTAAGAAGAGAAGGAACCAATTTACTTTCAGAGGTTAATATAAACTATCTTCAAGCAATACTTGGTGACTGTATTGAGGTAGAAACGGTGGATGGTCCTGAAACACTTGAAATTGTTCCAGGAACTCAACCCGGAAAGGTATTAAATCTTATTGGAAAAGGCGTTCCTAAACTTGGCAATCCTGTAGCAAAGGGGAATCACTTGGTTACGATAAAGGTTCAACTACCAACAAAGGTATCTACAGAAGAGAGATACTTATTAGAACAATTAGCTGGTCATCATTCAGCAAAAGGACACTCTCAGAAAAGTGGACTTTTTGGTGGGTTTTTTAGATAAACTGACGTATATTAATTGTGTAAGGAGATATACTCTTTAACCCATGACACTCCCTCAGTATAAATTCTACTCAGTTACAGTGGCCCAAAGTACAAAAAAATTCACCAGGATACAGCATCATTCGAATGAACAATAATCGTCAACAACGACATAAAGGGTTGGTAATTGCTTTACAGGCTAACTTTTATCAGGTTCGCTTGTGTAAAGAAGACTTAAATGAAGAATTAAACGGGGTTAATGAGCTACTGTGTACTGCACGTACACGCTTAAGCCAAAAAGGGGAACGTATTTACGTCGGTGATCAAGTAGAAATTGAAGCGATTGACTGGAAAGAAAAACGAGCTATTGTCGTTGCTATTGCACCTCGATTAGGTATATTAAAGCGGCCGATGGTTGCAAATTGTACTAAAATTGTTATTGTCATATCTCTCATGCAACCTGCGGTAGATGCCAATCAATTAAGTCGTTTTTTACTGAGTGCAGAAACAACCGATTTGCCTATAGATATAGCTTTTAGTAAATCTGATCTAGTGGACTTTTCTTTAGCTGAACAATGGCAGAAAAGAGTTGAACGATGGGGGTACAATTCTTTTCTAGTATCCTCACTGAATAATGTAGGGATAGAGCAGCTACGTCATTCTCTTGACGATAGTCCCATATCAGTAATATGCGGTCCTTCGGGTGTTGGTAAGACTAGTCTTATCAATAGCTTGATACCGAGCCTAGATTTAAAGGTTGGCGCAGTCTCTGGTCGATTGCAAAGAGGACGTCATACAACACGTCACGTTCAGCTTTTCCCAATTGGAAACGGTGGCATGATCGCTGACACGCCAGGATTCAATCGCCCTACCCTACCGAAAGACCCTCGTAAATTAGGCTGGTTATTCCCTGAAATTCGGAGTGCTTTCATCGAGAAGCCATGTCGCTTTCGTAATTGCCTCCACCAAAATGAATTGGGGTGTACTGTTGGTACTAACTGGGATAGATATACATTTTACACCCAATCCCTAGAATCACTATTGTCTCCCCATTGAAGTGCAAATATCTTGTAAATCTTTGATCTGCCAGGTGTTAACAACTCTAGCTATTAACACCTGGTAAATTTAGATTCAATCCTCCGGTCAAGTCTTCCATACGTTCCTTCATTATATTTGTGGAATGTCCATATGCTTCCTTCAGTGCCTCCAAAATCGCATTTTCAGTTGCTTCCGGGCCTTCTGCTAAAAGCTCCTTAGATAATCGTACGCGTAAGGGTTGCTGATTTCCTGAGAGCCAGACACTTGCATATCCATTCTTACTTGTGCCTTCTAATTCCATAGAATCCAACTCTTGCTGGAGCTTTTGAGCATCTTTTTGAATTTGCTGAGCTTTCTTGAACGCTTCAGTTAATTGACCAAAATTAGGAAGACCAAAACCGGCCATAGATTTTAAGAAAAGACATCTGTAGGTTAATGGTTCATGGATGGAAATCTTCCCATTAATTTAACTTCACTATGTAGAATAATATTATGTGCAGTTTGGACTTGTCTTTGGACTAATAGCATCAAGGTACGGACATCTGCAGCCGTTGCACCACCTGTATTTATAATGAAATTTCCATGGACTGTAGATATCTGAGCACCACCAATGCGAGTACCTTTCAAGCCTAATTCCTCGATTAGTATAGCTGTTTTTAGCCCTTCTGGATTTTGAAACACACTGCCGCAGCTAGGGTTTTTATATGGTTGTGTATCTCTACGATTGAACAGATTGTGATTTGCACTTCTTAATAGGTCATTAGGAAGAAAGCCTGGCGTTAAACGAAAGCGAGCAGCAAGAACAATGAGAAAATCCTTCTGTAAAGAACTATACCGGTAGCTAAAATTTAAATCTTTAGAAGGTATAGTAAAGGGAGATTCTGAATAACGTGGATCTATAACAACGACTTCTGTTATATTATCTGCAATACATGAGTTATGTGCCCCTGCATTCATTACCACAGCACCTCCAACGGTACCAGGAATCCCTACAGCCCATTCCAGGCCGCTAAGACCAGCTCTTCCTGTTTTCCTTACTAAGCTAGGTATTGGTTCGCCAGCTCGAGCTTCAATCCAGCCACTACTTTTATCCAATCGAATACCGTGTAAGCGACGAGTACATAAGGTTAGTCCTTCAATACTATGGTCTGATATTAAGATATTAGACCCAGCACCAAGCAAATGGAGAGGAATTCCTTGTTGGTTTGCCCAAGCAATGATACTCACCATTTCTGTGAGGGAAGTGGGCTCGGCAAATAAATCCGCTGTTCCACCGATTTTCCAAGTACAATACTCGGACAATGAAATATTACGTCTGAGTTTTGGGAAATAATTTTTCATGTATATATCGGGATCTCTAAGTATTCTTAAATAATTGGCAACAGATCTGATAATTTAAGTCCCCTGCACCCATCGTAAGAAGTAAATCACCTGGCTGTGTAAATGTTTTTATGTGCTGTATAAGTTGTTCATAGTCTTTGGCTACAAGTGTTACCAAGTTTGGTTTAATACTCTCGATTATACCACCTAAAATGGCACTAGACACTCCGGGAATAGGGGATTCACCGGCAGAATATACGGGGGCTAGTAAAATTTGATCTGCACTTGAAAGGGCAGTAGCAAAAGATTCAAGGAATTCAGCAGTTCGACTATATCTATGTGGTTGGAATATAGCTATTAACCTTAAAGGTGAATCAGAAAAAGGACTACAATTGGATCCAATAATTAGTCTTGCCATATCAAGAGTAGCCTTTATTTCGCTAGGGTGGTGGGCGTAGTCATCTACAATTATTCTACCTTCCCAATTGCCACAGTACTCAAATCTTCTACCTGGTGGTCTAAGTTCTTGGAAGTAACTAGTTAATTCTTCTAAGCGTATACCATGTAACCGACAGCTTGCTATTGCTGCAGTTACGTTACTAAGATTGTGTATACCTGGCAATGGAATCTCAAATCGACATACCAGATTACCATCTTCGTAAAAATCGACGAGACTGTGGTTTCCATTTAGTAGAATAGGTAATCCAGCAAATTTTACTCCCTGTGTGCTATTATTTGACCACCACGCGTCAGCTTTGAAGTAATCTCTTAGACTGGGACAGTCTCGATTAGCCAATATTCGCTTGCAGCTGTTAGCAAAATTTTGGAGGGTAAGTATTAGATAATGGAAACTGCTATAGTAGTCTGTGTGATCTAACTCTAAATTCGTAATTACTCCTAATTGGGCTCTAAACTTGATTACTGATCCATCTGATTCATCTACTTCAGCTACTAATAAACTTCCTTTGCCACTTTGACCATTTAATCCAACAGCTGGCAGCATACCACCAATTATAGATGTGGGGTCATAATTAGCTTTTGATAGCAAGATCGTGATTAAGGTACTTGTGGTTGTTTTACCATGGCTTCCTGCTATCCCAATAGAAGTTTGTTGATTCACAAGACCACTTAAAACATCAGAACGGTGTACAATTTCGAGACCAGCCTGACGTGCCGCTATTAACTCAGGGTTCTTATCAGATACAGCCGTACTTATAACGACAGTAGGAGTATCTTGAATTCCACTAGTAATAGCTCTTATGGTACTAGCACTTTGATGTCGGAATATTCGTATACCTTTTTGACGTAGAAGCTGTAAAGTTTGTTTATCTGCAATGTCAGACCCTGTAATTATAAATCCACGATCTGAAAGTACCATGGCGATGCCAGACATCCCAGCACCACCTATACCAATAAAATGAAGTGGTTTTGTAATGCGGAGCGGCAAAAACAAGGGTCTCTCTTTGATTGCTTAACAATAAAGAGCCGAGTGTAAAGATGAATCCATAAAAGCTAAATTGTAACGGGATGTTTCCACTGTAGTTCGATAAAAACGTGCTCTTAAACGTATACGAATGCGGGGGGGAGGATTGGCTATCTCTATAAAATTCATTTCCAAATCCACCTTTTACTGCGGCGTGCCCGCCTCTATATATGACTATACGCGTTGCGATCAATGGATTCGGCCGAATCGGTCGCAACTTCATGCGTTGCTGGTTAAGCCGAGGCGTAAACACAGGTATTGAGGTTGTTGGTATTAATGATACTTCTGATTCAAAGACTAACTCCCACCTCCTTACTTATGACTCAATGTTGGGGAGAATACGTAATGCAGAGGTTGGATATACTGATGATTCGATTATAGTAAACGGTAAGAACATTAAGTGTTTCTCTGATCGAAATCCATTAAATCTTCCATGGAAAGACTGGAACGTCGATCTGGTAATAGAAGCTACAGGCGTTTTTGTAACAAGTGAAGGTGCGTCAAAACATAAACAAGCTGGAGCCAAGAAAGTACTAATTACTGCTCCAGGTAAAGGGGCTGGTGTAGGTACATTTGTTGTTGGCGTAAACGAGGATCAATATCGTCACGACGATTGTGATATACTTAGTAATGCAAGCTGCACTACTAATTGTATGGCACCCATAGTGAAGGTGTTGGATCAAACAGTGGGCCTCAATAAAGGTCTGATGACTACAATCCATAGCTACACTGGTGACCAGCGAATTCTCGACGCAAGTCATAGAGATTTACGTCGAGCTCGCGCAGCAGCTATGAACATTGTGCCAACATCAACAGGTGCAGCACAAGCAGTTGCTTTAGTCTATCCCCAAGTTAAAGGGAAGTTGAGTGGTATTGCGATGCGCGTACCTACACCTAACGTTTCCGTAGTAGACTTAGTTTTTGAATCCACTAAGCCAACTTCAGCTGAGCAGGTCAATGCTGCTCTTAAAGCAGCTTCTCAGAGTTCAATGAAAGGTATAATTAAGTATGGTGATTTGCCTTTAGTTTCTAGTGACTATGCTGGTACTGATGAATCTACAATCGTAGATGAAGCTCTTACTATGACTATGGGAGATAACCTAGTTAAAGTAGTAGCCTGGTATGATAATGAGTGGGGTTATAGCCAGCGTGTAGTTGACCTGGCTGAAGTAGTAGCCAAGAACTGGAAGTAATTTTTAATCAAGTCAGGTATAAGACCGAGATTGGAAAATCAATATGAATTTTAAGATTTGCTCTTTGTGAGCTCTATACTCTAAAAGTGTTTAAACTCAAAGAAGTTATCTGTGGATATCCACGAGTTAACACTATCTGGGTGTTCTGAAATACTATTCTCTGCGACCATTACGCCTATCTTTCTGCATTGATTATCGGCGTGTAAAAGAGCTTTACCCCAAGGTGGAGGGAGGCTTAAAACAAGCTCAAAATCTTCCCCCCCATGGAGTACCCATTGAGATTTGTCCTGGAGGTTGAGGCTTGCCATATCAGCTTTAAACGGTAATGCTGTTTGATCTATTATGGCCTGACAAGAACTGGATTTTGCTAATAATTGTATGCTCTTGAATAGACCATCACTACTATCTGTTCCAGCTATACGCCAAGGAGTATCTTTGGGGCGAACCTGATCTAGCACATTTATTATATCAAACCTAGGTTTTGGTCGTCTATGAGCTCGAATGGCTTGCTGACGCAATACAAAAGAGATATTGCTATCGTGAACTTCATTTTGTAGTATTGCTAACCCCAATCTACTAAGTCCATGTGGCCCTGAGACTACGATCCAGTCCCCAGGTCTAGCATCGTTGCGATGCAATTTACCTGTAGTTACACTACCAAGCGCTGTTACAGCTAAAATCTTCTCTTTTCCTCCACTGCAATCACCACCTAGTAATATCCCCCCATAGCTTTCTAAACAAGAACTTAGACCATTATATGTTTTCTCAACCCAATCCCACGATGTTGTTGCGGGTGCTACCATGCTTATTGTTACACCAATTACTTTGTTGCACCCTGTTGCGGCTAAATCAGACAGTGTAGCAGCGATAATTCTCCACCCTATATCTTCTGGTCTTGTTGTTAAGTCACTAAAATGTACAGATTCCACAAATACATCACTATTAATAACCAATTGTGTTGGTGAGAGAAGATTAAGAATAGCAGTATCATCGTCTAATTGACCTATCGGTGCATATTTCGCCAACCTATGTAATAATTCATCTTCACCAATTGAACCTAATGTTTCTATACTAACCATGAGGTTTGAGGTAATTTTCACCTTCTAACACTCGAATCTTGAGGACTTTGTCAGACGCTGTAAGCTCCTCAAGTACATCAAATCCATCAACTACATAACCAAAAGCAGCATAGCGACCATCAATAAGGTTTAAGCCTGCTGGTGTTAGTTCCGGTTCGAAGAGAAATAAGAAAAATTGAGATGATCCATCATTCAGGGCTGAGTCTGAATGTGCCCAGCCTAAAGTTCCTTTAGTGGCAAAAGGTAAAACAGGTGTGGCCTTAAATAAACCCAGGTCCTCAAAAGTTTGGTTGTAAAAAGGTACTTTTTCCTCTGGAATCCTAATCTCTAATGGTACTGTTCGGACTTGTTTGGTCTTAGGGTCTACGAAACCTTCATCTGGCCCTTTTGGATCACCTGTTTGCAGTATATAAAAGTCTTCAGCTCTTATAAAAGGAAGGTCGTCATAAAAACCTTGTTTTGCTAAATCAACAAATACTCCTCCCGTGATTGGTGCATTATAACCATCCACCATAGCAACTAGATCGCCTTTATTTGTAGTGATTTGAACGGTTGCTCGTCCAAGTAATCTAGGTAAATTCGCAAATTCATCTGGTATATCAAAGGGAAATTCTCCTACGAGCATAGCCTCAATATTACCAATACATACTAACGCAGATCGACGTGAATTTAAAAACTCATCACGATCCTCGCGTTCCGCTGCCGAGGCCAATGTTTCTATGTGTGTATCTAGCTGATCTAGAAGAGTAGATGCCTCACTTTGTTCTTTATCAGGCAAGGAGTTAAGTATGTTAGCCCGTTTTCTGCCTAAAAGGCCTTGGATTCTCCTAGTCGATTTAGCTAAGGCTTTCCACCGCTTTGCTCTTACATCATCACTCGTTCCTTCCAACTCATGCTGCAAATCTTGGAGATCTGGTTGGTTGATAGGTAAAGCATCTCTTAACAAAGCCGCTGGATCTGTCACAGCATTGCCTGGAGGCAATCCAGCCCAGGCTTTGTCGATTGTCCCTAAACTTGTCAATAACACTGTCGAAGAACACACGATAACACGAAATATGTAACCATAAAGTTTTGCGAGCAGTATCCGGGCATGCTCTATGCTCCGCATGTGGGAACATTGGTCTGCATGTGCCTGCATTAGGTACAGAGCCTCTGTATGGACTTTGGCACAGCCGTACAATCCCCTGAACCGTTTGGCCGGAATGATTTCCAGTAACGACTTTCGCACCGGCACCACGATTGAGCTTGATGGCTCTGTCTGGCGTGTAGTCGAATTTCTTCATGTCAAACCAGGCAAGGGATCTGCATTTGTACGAACCAAGCTGAAAGCAGTGCAAAGTGGAAACGTTGTTGAAAAGACTTTCCGAGCTGGAGAAATGCTTCCTCAAGCATTACTTGAGAAAGCCACGCTCCAGCATACGTATATGGATGCGGAAGATTATGTATTTATGGATATGAATTCCTATGATGAAACCCGACTGACTTCTCAACAAATAGGTGATCAACGAAAATACCTTAAAGAAGGTATGGAGGTCAATGTTGTCTCGTGGAATGGTCGCCCTCTTGAAGTAGAGTTACCCAACTCTGTCGTCCTTCAAGTAACTCAGACAGACCCTGGAGTCAAAGGTGATACGGCCACGGGTGGTACAAAACCTGCTATAGTGGAAACGGGCGCTCAAATTATGGTGCCTTTATTTATCTCCGTTGGAGAAAAGATAAAAATTGATACACGGAACGACAGTTACCTAGGTCGGGAGTCCTAAGGTTATCCCAGGCTTTTTTGTTATCAGCTCTTCTCCTTGAACGCCGTGCAGCTTGATCAGAATCAGCTTCAGAAGCTGCTGGCATTCTTGGCGGAGAGCGACATTCAAGAATTCCGTCTCGAGGGCAATGACTTCCGACTTGAAGTACGTCGAAATCTGGCCTACCATGGTTCAGGAATGGTTAACAAAAGTAATATTAGCAGCAGCGACAACATAGGTGGTGGCAATCATGGTACCACCATTCCTATCTCTACAGGTCCTTCCGTATCCCACGGTAGTTCTATTGGGACACCTAAAGGCTACCCAAATTTAGTGGAGATTAGTGCCCCAATGGTTGGGACTTTTTATCGAGCGCCAGCGCCGGGAGAACCAAATTTTATTGAACTAGGTTCTCATGTAAACGTAGGACAGACAGTCTGTATCTTGGAAGCGATGAAACTAATGAATGAGTTAGAAGCTGAAGTTAATGGAGTAGTAATGGAAATTCTAGTGGATGATGGTACCCCTGTTGAATTTGGTCAAGTCTTAATGCGAGTTAGCCCAGAATAAAAGCAGTCATTTTACATGAGATTATTTTAGTTCACAAGCTGCGAGAATTGCTGCTTCCATGCTGGTACTCTTCGCAATTCCTGTATCTGCTATATCAAACCCAGTCCCATGATCAGGAGAGGTTCGTAAGAAAGGTAATCCTAGGCTGGTATTAACGGCTGTATCAAATGCAAGAAGCTTGGTTGGTATTAAACCTTGGTCATGATATAGAGCCAGGTAGCCATCAGGGCCAGCTCCAGTCTCATTCCATGAATGCCCTGCATGAAGCCAACAGGTATCAGGTGCTAAGGGACCTTCAATTTTTACTTCATTGTGCTCTTTTTGCCACTCATTCAATAAAGGTATCAACCACTCGTCTTCTAGATGACCTAGTAATCTCTTTTCTCCAGCATGAGGGTTCAGTCCAGCTATAACTAACCTTGGACTAGGATTAAAATGTTGGCAAAATTTGAATAATGTGTCAAGCTTATTTGATATCAATTGTTGAGTTAATTGTCTAGGAACCTGACCTAGGGGAATATGAGTTGTAGCTAAAAGTGTATTTAGTCTCCATTGAGTTATTGGTGATTTTGCGGTAAATAGCATTGAGGCACCTGGAACACCACAAAGCTCAGCGAGTCTCTCGGTTTGTCCAGCATAATCATGTCCAGCAGCAAGCCATAAATGCTTAGCAATCGGTCCAGTTACTAACGAACTACAGTAACCATCTAATACTAATTTTGTTGCAGCAGTGAGCCAATTAAAACTAGCAGCACCAGTGTATGAGTTACCAATTCCTGGAACCACCCTTTCCTCTAATGGTAAATCATAGATCTCAAGAGTATCAGGATTAGCTAATTGTGGAATGCCTTGATTCTTTAATCGCTCATAAGTTTCTCGAAGATGTTGAGAGCAACCTATAATTACAGGGTAGAGTCTATGATCATCTAAGTTTGCAAGAGCTTTAAGAATAACTTCTGCTCCGATACCAGCTGGATCCCCAATAGAGATAGCGATCTTTGGATAATTCATCTGATTTTAGTTGCTGTTTGGCTTTGGGGGTATATTAAAATGTAAGGAGCTAGCGAAAACTTATGTGTAATAGAAACAACTGAATACTGTACCAATCTCATACTTCCATATTATACTCGCTATCTAGCGATTCTTTTGGTTTGATCCTTCGTCATATCATTCTTCACCCAACGAATCAATCGCAGAGCAAGAGTTAAATTTCCAGAAACCCAAGCACGAATTGCCATTGCTCGCCTTGGATCATAGGATTTTTGTCGACGATACCAATGAAAAACGTCCATATCATTCTTCTGGATATTGCATGAAAGGCAAGCTGGTATACAATTCGTTGTCGTACTCAATCCCCCCCTACTACGAGGTTGGATATGGTCAATCGATTCTGATTTAGAGCCGCAGTATATACAACTTTGATCAGTATAGTCATGGAGAGATTGACGCCACTCTCGAATACGAACCTTGGGACAGAAATCTTCAAGAAAAATAGCGTCCCTTGCATGCATGCGATCATCTTTTCTGAGTACAGTGTCTCTCTAGTTATCGATTGCTTAATGTATTGAAAACATCATTGTCACTTTTGGGATATCAAACATGCTATTCCTCACGCAATGAAGTGATAATGTTATCGAAGATAAGCTGTATTTACCTAACGAAAATATAGTTATTGCCCAAGCATTGATTAAGCGGAGAACTCGAATAAATAACCCTGGTTTCAGATTTTATTAGGCCGTATGACGAAATAATTATACAAAATATTACCCGTGGCTGTCAGACATATAAGAGAATCTTATCTGTTATGTTTCTGCTTGGTTGTCATGTCGTATTTCTATAGGGAATAGGAAGACTCGTCCACTCCTTGCGATTAATCGATATTGTATTAAAATTTATTATATTGGTCTCCGAGATTTATCTACATTAACGTTGGATTTACTGCGTAGATCATAGTACTAGGAAAATACCATCTTCGTATATCAGTTTTATTTTCATCATATTTGGTATGAAACATTTCTTATATTTTATTTAAGACAACCTTGACTATAACTGGAAGAATTATTAGTACTGTTATTAAACGTATAGCGTGGAGTGCTGCTACTGCAGCTCCAACACCAAACTCTGTAGCTACTAAGCTCATACCGCTTATTCCTCCTGGTGCAGCTCCTAAAAGGGATATGATTGGATCGATGCCTAACAACCGACTACACCATATCCCAATAATAACTCCAGTAGTTACTAAAGTTAACGTAATGAGTAGAGCTGGTTGCCATAGATCGCGCAATTCCAGTAATGCTTTCCTTGTTAAGGATGTCCCAATTACAGTTCCGATACAAATCTCTAGAATTGTTCGTGTTCCAGTTGGCCATTGAGCTGGTTGTATATACCCACTCATACTTAGCAAGCCTGCTGTCATTAGAGATCCAGCGAGAGGAGCTGCGGGGATACCAGTTTTTAAGCTTAAAAGTCCTCCGGTTGTTCCCATTATAGCAAGGATAACCAAATTTAAGTTGCCGGTTAGAAATGTCATAATGAAGAGTACTCAGAAATTGTGGATAGTCTTTTAGCCTATACGGTGATAATGTTTCGAGTTAATAAGTGAGGACCATTTATTGCATATTACTCTCATCACTTATAGATAATCAGGAGGTAGACGAATATTCAATAGTTCTTAAATTTAGATATAAAAGCGGGTGACCGGACTCGAACCGGCGACGTTCAGCTTGGGAAGCTGACATTCTACCATTGAATTACACCCGCACTTTCTCAATATATCAGAATGATTAGTCAATGTATCATTCTTAACTCATAAAAGATCGCCAATTGAAATATATGTACCACCAGAATACAAGTTAGTCTTTTGCTCGAGAACTTAATTCATTTATGGCAGCAGCTAATCCCCTACCCAATACTACTTTACCTGGTCTGATAGTATCCAAGACGGACTCCATTGAAGCTACTATTGTGAGTATATCTCTATTAGATACAAAACCTAGGTGCCCTATACGAAAAATTCGTCCTTTGAGATGATCTTGACCATTTGCAAGTAATATGTCTAATTTATTTCTCATTAAGGACAATAATAACTCAGCTTCGAAATCAATTGTTTGAATTGCTGTAACAGATGGACTTCTATAACCATCGCAAGCATACAAAGATAAGCCCATTGCTTTAACAGCGGCCTGAATAGCGCGACTATTCTCATCATGGCGTTTGAAAATAGATTCCAGTCCTTCTTGACGCATAATTGTCAAAGCCTCTTTAAGAGCAAAATAAAGATTTATTGCTGGAGTAAAAGGACTGCTATTTTTAATACTTGTTTTCCGGTAGAAAGACAAATTAAAGTAAAATTTAGGTAAAGTCGAGTTCTCTTGATATTGCCAAGCCCGTGGGCTCATAGCAATAAAAGCAAGACCTGGTGGTATCATATACCCTTTTTGCGACCCGGAGCAAACTACGTCAATTCCCCAAACATCTATTGGCACATTTACAACACCCATACTAGTCACGCAATCCACTATAGAAAGAGCCACGCCATGAGAATTAACATGCTTACTAATACTCTTGAGATCATTAATTACACCCGTAGAGGTTTCCGAGTGAGTAAGGATAACTGCCTTAATCAGTTTTTCGGTATCAGCCTCCAATACTACTCCAAAAGCTTCAGAATCCAGTGGCTGACCCCAAGGACTTCTAATAACCTCAACTTCTAGACCATAAGCCCGTGCTAGTTCTACCCATCGTTCCCCAAACTTGCCGTTATCTCCACAAAGAATTCTATCTTTACTCTTAAGAGTATTCACGATTGCAGCTTCCATTGCCGCCGTTCCACTACCAGTTATAATCAATACATCATTACTTGTTTGGTGTAACCAACGTAATTGTCCAGATATTTCTTGTATAATGGCTTCGAATTCACGGCTGCGATGCCCAATAGGATGACACCCCATTACTTTTAAGACTGCCTCTGGTACTGGTGTTGGTCCGGGTGTCATCAAGGTGAGTTTATCTTGCATCTCGAATTTGAAAAACTAGATAAGATCTTAATTTGTACAAGTCCAGACAATATCGCCATATTGTTAAGTAATACTTTGTGTCGTTTGTTTCTACTTAATAGCAGAATTCGATGTTTTGACATTTCATATACAAAACATGAGTTTTCTATAATGATATCTTTGTCAGTAAGCCTATATTCTGTTTTCTTTCTTTGATTCTAGATAAATTTCCGTTATTTCTGATAGCAGTAGTCTTATGCAAAGGCTAGGATTCGCATCCTCCTAGGCTGATGTTCTGCTGTGGCTGCTATCAGAGCGGCCGCCCGATTGGTTGTATGTCTTCTGCCCCGATCGACGGTCAGCGCCACCCCGCCATCGTCATTCTTGATTTCGGTTCTCAATACTCTGAGCTAATTGCCCGCCGAGTAAGAGAAAAAAATGTTTATTCCTTAATAGTGAAGCATACTATTGATATAAATGAATTACGACTGATCAAACCTAAAGGAATTATACTAAGCGGAGGCCCTAACTCAGTTTATGATCAAGGTGCGCCGTTATGTGATCCAGGAATTTGGGACTTGGGTGTACCAATAATTGGAATATGCTATGGGATGCAGTTAATGGTACATCAACTCGGTGGTCTTGTAAAAATTGCAAAGCAAGCAGAATATGGAAAGGCTCCTTTAAAGATAAGCAACTCGACGCATTTACTGGCAAAGGTATATCAAGATTCCACTGTTTGGATGAGTCACGGAGACTCTTGTGAAAGTTTACCGGAAGGATTTATACGTCTCGCCTGTACCAATAATACTCCTGACGCTGCTATCGCTAACCTGGAACGCCAATTGTATGGAGTTCAATTTCACCCTGAAGTAGTGCATTCTACTTATGGGATGGTGATCATTGCTAATTTTATTTATAATATCTGTGGTTGTGAACCTAATTGGACAACAGAAATTTTTATTGAAGAGGCAATGAATCAAATACGGTATCAAGTGGGCGATAAAAGAGTTTTGTTAGCCTTATCTGGTGGTGTTGACTCTTCAACTTTAGCCTTCTTGCTTCACAGGACTATTGGAAATCAATTAACTTGTATGTTTATTGATCAAGGTTTTATGCGGAAGGGAGAACCAGAATTCTTAATGGATTTGTTTGAACGTAAATTTCATCTTCAAGTGCATTATATAAATGCTCGTGAACGTTTTATTTCTAAATTATCTGGCATTTTCGATCCTGAAGAAAAGCGTAAAATTATTGGTACAGAGTTTATTAGGGTTTTTGAAGAGGAAAGTAAGAGACTCGGTCCTTTCGATTATTTGGCTCAAGGAACATTATATCCTGACGTAATTGAATCTGCTGGTATAAATTTAGATTCCAAAACTGGTAAGCGAGTAGCGGTGAAGATTAAAAGCCATCATAATGTGGGAGGTCTTCCAAAAGATCTTCAATTCAAATTAGTCGAACCTCTCCGAAGATTATTTAAAGATGAAGTGAGACAGGTAGGACGACGTCTTGGACTTCCGGAAGAAATTGTTTGCCGACATCCCTTTCCAGGGCCTGGTTTAGCAATCCGAATCCTGGGAGATGTAACTCATGAAAAACTGAATATTCTCCGGGATGCTGACTTTATTGTTCGTGAAGAGATTAAGAAGGGAGGATTGTACAGTAATATATGGCAGGCTTTTGCTGTATTGCTTCCAGTTCGGAGTGTAGGGGTCATGGGTGATAAACGAACTTATGCGTTTCCCATTGTTATACGCTGTGTATCTAGTGAAGATGGAATGACAGCCGATTGGTCGAGGTTGCCATACGATTTACTAGAGTGTATTTCGAATCGTATAGTTAACGAAGTCAAAGGCGTAAACAGAGTTGTATTTGATGTTACCAGTAAACCGCCAGGGACTATAGAGTGGGAATAATCGGTTGGACATGCTACACTGATCAATATGTTCGACCTAAGAAGTAGGATGATTCTTTCAGTTCTAGCCTTATAGATAGACGAGGGCTGATATGTAAAATGCTAATAGATTGAATTCTATTAAATTATCTTTTTTGAAGGAGCTTATTTATCTAGACTCTTCTTGTTCAAGATGCAACATATGCTCTTTTATTTCATTTAAAACAATTCCACTATCAAGTCTATGACTATTAATCCTCTGAACAAATTGTATCTCTCTATAAGACAGGATGTACTTCCCATTGGAATGGCAGTAGCAAAAAGGACTTGGTGTAATGGAGTAAAGGATGTTATTCAAGTGTTTACCAAATTAGAAAGTCCTGTTGATCAATTACGACAGGAGGGAGACGGGGCTGCTCAATTAGTCTGTAGTAAGTTAAATAATATTTTGTCTGAGGTTGGTAGTTCAATTGGAAAAGCTGAAGTGTCTGAAGATGAAGAAGGCAACGATATTCCAGTTTTGTCCTTTAAGATGAAGGAATTACTCGTAATTCTCACTCAAATTGACCACGACTTAGACTTGCTAAGCAAGTACCTAGAAAACTTGTAATTACAACCCGTTGTCTACATCTCATACATTTATGTACGGATCTCGAGCGAATTCCAGATACTTATCCACATTCCGAAACCAAAGTTCTTTGCTTCTTTGCTGCTTCGCTATTGGATGTGGAGCAATAGTTGCTCGTCTGACTTACCTGCAAATCATTTCTGGCCCAAAAAATAGAATGATAGCATATGAAAATCGTACTCGCTCGATTTTACGTCCACCAATTCGTGGACGATTACTTGATCGGAAAGGCATAGTACTTGCCACGAGTAGTCTTAAGTACAATTTATACATTAACCCAAAGACATTCAATTCTCCTGAATGGCCCCGAGTACGTCATCAACTGTCCGAGCTATTAAATTTGTCACCGGACAAGGTAGAAGAATACTGCAATGAAGAATTTAAAAAGAATGATTATCGATTAAATGTAGCCAAAAACTTGAGCACCAAGCAAGTCATGAATTTCTTTGAAAGAAGAAAAGATTTTAAGGGTATCGAATTAGATATTGAGACTCTTAGATCTTATCCCCATGGTTCTCTTGCCGCTCATGTCATGGGCTACACCAGTACACTTCGTAGAGAGGAATACGCAAAACTAAAAACTGAAGGGTATCGGATTGATGATCGTATTGGTCGTAGTGGAATAGAACGAGCCTATGAAAGTACTTTACGAGGTAGCTGGGGCGGCCAGAAGTTAGAAGTCAATGCTTTAGGAAAAGTGCAAAGACGGTTAGAAAATAATGTACCGACAGCTGGTGCGGACCTTCAACTTACATTAGATTTCAGATTACAAAAAGCTGCAGAAGAAGCTCTTCGCAAAGTAAAGAAAGGGGCTGTTGTTGCTATGGACGCCCAAACGGGCGCTATACGAGCAATGGCTAGCCACCCTAGCTTTGATCCAAACATTTTCTCTCCAGCGCCTTCTATAAGACAATGGGAGACTCTTGATAGTGTAAGAGCGCCTCTTGTAAATCGAGCCTTACGTGGATTCCCTCCAGCTAGTACATTCAAAGTCGTATCTACTATAGCTGCCTTAGAGTCAGGGAAATACAATGCTGATAGTAAAATATTATCTACCCGCTCATTTTGCTTCGAGGGGCAATGTTATCATGACCATGTATCTCTTGGCTTAATTGATTTCCCGACAGCTCTTGCGATAAGTAGTAATACAGTGTATTATCGTGTAGGCCTTGCAGTAGGGTCTACAGAATTATTGAAAGCTTCAGAACAGATGGGATATGGTTCGGAAACCGGGGTAGAGTTAGTATTTGAAGAATCCAAGGGTTCAGCAGGCCGTAAGAAAGGTAGTGAACAAGATCCCAGTAATAGTGGTAATTGGAGTTCTGTAGATACGATTGTGTCAGCGATAGGACAGGGGGTGCTAGAAGTCACGCCATTACAAATGGCTAGGTTGTATGCAGCAATTGGGAATGGTGGTTGGCTAGTTACACCCCATTTAGTAGAAAAGCCTACAGTGCGTGAAGCAGTTGGTTTAAAACTTGAAACCTTAAAAGTACTCCACAAAGGGTTGCGTAAGGTGGTTACTGAAGGTACTGCAACATTACTCAATGATTCTTCGCTACCACCTGTAGCAGGGAAAACAGGAACAGCTGAGAATCCTCCATACGCTGATCACACTTGGTTTGCCGGTTATGCACCTGAGAAAAAACCTAACCTCGTGGTTGTTGTATTCTGTGAGAATTCTGGAGGTTTTGGGGGAACCGTAGCAGCCCCAATAGCTAAAATCTTGCTACGTACCTGGTTTCAAGAAACATAAAACTTAGTTGCTTCAAGATATCGTTTCATTTAATTTGTAATTAACTCGACTGCTTAGAATCTGCTGATAGTAATCGCGAAGTTGGTCTGTTGCGGCTTTCCACCCCCAGCGTTCTGCTTCTTGTCGAGCTGCTTCTCTTAACGCCAATCTTTCTTCATGATTACCTAATAATTTTTGAGTTGCAGTAGCTAGGCTATTCTCTTCTTCGGGTTCATAAAGATATCCATTGATACCATTTGTCACAATATCTGGAATACCTCCTCGATTAGCGCCTACGACTGGGCAGCCAGCGGCCATTGCTTCAAGGAGCACTAATCCAAGAGTTTCCGTACTAGAGGGAAATAAAAAGGCGTCAGCACTTGCATAAGCGCTTGCTAATTCTTCGCCCCCTAAGTATCCTACAAAATTTGTCGCCGTACCGTGAAATATACGTTCTAATTGTTGGCGGTAAGGACCATCTCCCACCAAAGCTAGACGAGCATCTGGTAATGCTTCTAGAACGGGACGAATTCGTTCGATTTGTTTCTCTGCTGATAGCCGGCCAATATAAAGTAATAATGCCCCTGTATCGCTACGCCCATTCAATAATTTCTTGCGCATAAATTCTGATCGAAGCTCCGGTCTAAAAAGATCCGTATCTACACCACGTTGCCATAATGCAGTATGTTGTATGCCTTTCCTACTCAGTTCCTCCACCATAGCTGTGGAAGTACATAGATTCAACAGTGCTTGATTATGAGCAGCTTTGAGCAATTCCCACAACAATGGCTCCAGTATACCCATACCGTAATACTCTAAATATTTAGGTAAATGAGTATGATAGCTGGCAACTAATGGGAGGTTCTTTATCTTGGCTAACCATATACCACCCAATCCCAATACTGCTGGATTTACTACATGTACGATATCAGGTGAGAATTTTTCAAGAACTTCGGCCACTGCTGGTCGAGGAATTGCCAACTTAAGTTCAGGGTATAATGGTAGAGGCAGGGCTGGCACCCCTATGACCCGAGCCCCCATATAATTTTCAGGCCCGCCTTCTGGACAGAAGACTATTACTTCGTCACCATTCTTCACTAAGTAATCTACTGTCTTTGTCAGTCGCGTGACGATCCCATCAACTTTTGGGAGAAATGTCTCGGTGAAAAAAGCAATTTTCACTGTTATTGTAACTTTAGGAAGACTGTTGAATATCCTTTGCCTGTTCTTGTGTCCAGGCAGATGTACAAGGAATACGATTCCGGTCGCATCTATCTGCGAACCGACGAGCAATCTCTACGACTTCATTCATTAGTCCATCATCAAGTGTGGTTGGTTTAAGACCTAGACTGATAAAACAACGATTATCGACAATCAAATCATTCTCAATAGCTTCTTTCCGAGGGTTTGGTAAGTAATTAATCTTGCTACCAGTTAGAATAGCAACCTTTTTGGCTAGTTCTCCCACTTGATGACTTTCTGTCATTTGATTAAAAATTTTCACTTTTTCAGTAGCTTTAGGGGGATTTTCTAGCGCCAATTGTATGCAACGAACAGAGTCACTAATATGAATAAAAGCTCGCGTCTGGCCTCCAGTTCCGTGAACACTCAGCGGATATCCAATAGCGGCCTGCATTAGGAATCGATTCAATACCGTACCGTAGTCACCATCATAGTCAAAGCGATTAGTGAGACGAGGATCTCTCTTGGTATGTTCTGTATTGGTACCCCACACGATGCCTTGATGTAGGTCGGTAATGCGTATACCATCATTCTTGTTGTAGTAGTGAAACAGTAATTGATCCAGAGTCTTTGTCATATGATACACACTGCCTGGATCAGATGGATGAAGGATCTTCTCTGTAAATCGAGTCCCGTCAGGCTGAGGTACTTCAACGGTTAAATAACCTTCCGGAATTGTGGCACCTCGGTGAGACCCATATCCATAGACGCCCATAGTTCCTAGATGCACAATATGTATGTCTAAACCACTCTCTACTATTGCTGCTAATAGATTGTGAGTACCGTTGACATTATTATCGACAGTATATCTCTTGGTAGCACTCGATTTCATAGAATAAGGTGCAGCCCGTTGTTCTGCGAAATGAATTACAGAATCAGGTCTTTCGTAACATAGCAAACTGAGGAGCCGATCATATTCATGTGCAATATCAAGATGGACGAAACTTATCTTTCTTTCCCCTAATTCTTCCCAAGCTTTTAGACGAACTCCAATACTGGATATTGGAGTTAATGATTCAACCTCTAAATCGATGTCGATTTTCCGACGGCTTAGATTATCGACAATCACAACATCATGGCCTGTAGCTGCCAGATTCACCGCGCAGGGCCAACCGCAGAAGCCGTCACCGCCGAGAACGAGAACCTTCACCCCTAACTCCTGCAAAACGAGCTGATGCTCCGTTTAGGTAAGTTACTACAGGCGTTCCGACCTTTGGTCTTGGGCTCGGAAGTTCTCTGTCAATAGTTGTTATCCAGTCGAGTATTATTCATCTTACACAATAAGTGGTGAATTTACTTAGCAACCAGTATTGAAGCATACCTGAAATCCCGTTAAAAACCACCGATGATCACGTAAGTTAGAGAAAAGTTCAAGGAAGTATACAGAGAAGAATGGATTAAAGAATAGAGAAACCACCTTAGGATTCACTTACCTAATATGAGATTGCAATATGGATAACTAAAGGTATGCTAGCTTGTTTAACTGTCTTATTTTGTAAAATCTCGCATCTCTGAGGTTGGATGTTTATGATCAAGAAACAGTCAGAGTGAAGTACTTTGCGCACTAAAATAGTTCACACAATGTCATAATTACATACAATTACAATCAATACTGTGGTTTAGTCAGTGTAATAAAGAACTATTTTAGATATGAGTTCTTATACGTAAAATGCTAATACGCTGCGCAATTATATGCTGACATAGACTATTATAGGATGAGCCTACTAGGATAATTATCTTAATAAGCCTTGGATTTTGTAAGACGATTTAATCTTTTGTTAGCTGTTTTGTTGGTCGGGTCTATATTAAGAACTTCCTGGTATGTAGCAATTGCCTCATCTATACGAAGCTGTCGTTCCAATGCAAAGGCTAAGTTATTAAGAGCTACTGGATAGTCAGCCTTGAAAGTAAGTGCAGTCTTATAGTGTTTAATGGCATCATTAAATTCTTTCTGTGCAGCAAGTGCAAAACCTAAGGCATTTTCTATTAAGGCTTTAGCCTCAGGAGGTTCGCCATCCATTTGTTTATTTGCTTGATACAGCGTCTTTGTTGCTTGAGAATAAAGACGTTTGCGTAGTTGCACAGACGCAAGTTCATACAGGATAGCAGCGTCCTCTATGCCTTTATTACGTCTACTCTCCAGTCGGATCAGACTGAGTTCATCACGACGAATTCGTAGTACTTGACGTGTGACTACTATAGACATAGCCCCAAGGAGTACCACAAGACCGAATAAATAGGCCTGAGGAAGTAGATAATCCATTAAGGCTTAAAATGATTAGGAAAATTTTAGGATTTTGTTGTACTTACAACACTAGCAAAACTCTGCGGATCGGATAAGGCCAATTGAGCCAACATCTTTCTATTCAGACGTATATCGGCCTTTTTCAATTTGCCGACTAGCTGACTATAGCTGAGGCCATTAAGACGTGCTGCTGCATTTATACGAGTGATCCAAAGACGACGAAAATCACGTTTACGACGGCGACGATCTCTGTATGTATTGCATAAAGCTTTCATTACACGTTGATTCGCAGTACGGAATAATGATCCATTACTACCGCGAAAGCCACGAGCCAGTTTTAGAATTTTGTTGCGGCGCTTACGAGCAATGTTCCCCCTTTTTACACGAGCCATGGTATTAGTTCAGATAATGGTTTGAACTTAAGAATTACATCGTTAACCTTAAGCGTAAGGAAGCATTGCGCTGACATTCCTTATATCACGGTCATCAACCAAGGCCATTGTTGCGAGATAACGTCTTCGCTTGGGGCTTTTATGATCGAGTAGGTGACTGCGAAAAGCACGACGACGCACAAATTTACCACTGCCGGTTACTTGGAACCGCTTCGCAGCAGCTTTGCGGGTCTTTAGCTTGGGCATGTTTTTTTGCTTTGGACGCCGATTGACAAACATACTACGTCCCCCCCCTTCTTGCCAACTTCATGTGAACTAACTTAGGTCTCAGTGTTGCATAAATATTAATAAGATACTGATAGGTATATATTATATCATCAAAGGATAGTATTCGGATTAAAAATCACCTCGTTCTACTATTTTCGGGAAGAACCTGAAAATATTCTAGCGTAGGAATATTCCATCTATATCTAGCCTATAAAAATTCCAATAGTATCGTAGTATTAGCTCTTAGAACATAAATCATTCAATAGGAATCATAGTCTTTTACAAATATCTAAGGGTTAAGAACTTCTTGATATCAAACATCTGAAACAAAGTTGACTTAATTTTTCATTCTACTTATCTTAATGTTGTACTTTTAGTGTTGTATTATTCTCAGTCGCTGTTTTCTACATCAGCGATCGACAATTTAGTTTGGGTCCCCTGATAAATAGTGACTAACCTCCTTAAGATTGAATCTTCTTCTGGTGAGCCATGACTGCGATTGGCACCACCACTACGTACCGCCGTCGCAGTAAAGCTACTTTATTCTTGCTATTCTGTAGCTGCGCAGGTGTATTTCCGCATTATCTACACGGCTGGCGTAGTTTCGTACCAACGATGGTACTGAGTGCTATACTTGTAGTGTATAACATTTATTCGATAGTATGGCAAGTTTATGCTAACAGTCAAACACCCCGTAATAATACTCATCGTGAAAGTTATGAGGAAATTCCACCAAAGATAGACATAATTGTAGCGGCACGTGACGAAGAAAGTGTTATTATAAAATTAGTTAATAATCTAGACCAGTTATATTACCCAACTGATTTACTACATTTTTGGATCATTGATGATGGAAGTGAAGATCATACACCTCAATTATTAATGAATTTACAAAAAGATTTTCCTAAACTAAAAGTCATCCATCGCACTCGCAATTCCGGAGGAGGAAAATCTGGTGCTTTGAACTCAGTCTTCGATCAACTACAGGGTGAGTGGTGCATGATACTTGATGCAGATGCAGAACTGCAGCTCGATGTGTTGGAGCGCTTAATCCACTTTGCAAAAAGTGGGGGCTGGTCAGCTGTGCAATTACGTAAAGCAATAAAAAATACCAGTGAAAATCTTCTCACTAGAGCACAATCCATGGAGATGGTTCTAGATGCAGTAATTCAGCAACGAAGGTTAAAGATGGGAGGTATTGTTGAGTTGCGAGGTAATGGTCAATTTTTCAAACGCAAAGCAGTGGAACTGTCCGGAGGCTTTAACGAAGCTACTGTAACAGATGACTTAGATTTAACATTTAGATTCCTTTTAGCAAAGCAACCAATTGGGATATTATGGGACCCGCCTGTTCAGGAGGAAGGTGTACTCACATTGATGGCTCTTTGGCGTCAACGTCAGCGTTGGGCCGAGGGTGGTTTGCAGAGGTTCCTAGATTATGGTGAAGGACTATTCTCATCTCGCCTCACGTCATTCCAGAAATATGATCTTACGATTTACTTTATAATTCAATATGCATTGCCAGTCCTCTCCTTCTTTGATTTAGTTACTTCCATTACTACAAATACTCTTCCTGTTTATTGGCCTATTTCTGTCGTAACCTTATGTCTGGCCAGTATTGTAATTGGTAACGGCTGTCATCAATTAAACGAAGGACCGCCTTTACCAAAATTAAATATGTTCAATATTGGTTTAGAGACTATTTATCTAGCCCATTGGTTTTTCGTAATACCTTGGGTTACTCTTCGTATGGCTTTGTTCCCTAAACATATGATATGGGCTAAGACTTTACACCATGGAGATGAACCCACTAATAATGAGTATCTAGTCTCGACAATCTCTAAGCATGTTGGAGCCTAAATTAGTAAAAACTTAATAAAGGCTTTTGCAGAGTATAAACTGGTTAAGTGTGTAATTCTATTTTTAATGGTTTATTTCCCTGTTGTTTTATATGTGTGAAGTAAGCAAGGATTCTCTGTAAACATAATCTCAGTTTCTCATAAGTCTCCAAGTAATTGATTGCCAAGGTATCTGTATAATTCTAAATATTTCATACTAGTTAAGGAGAGTATAAAAAATTAACCTATCTCTTCGTCTGGATCTAATATGATTTCCCCATTAAAAAAATTAGCCAGTGATTTCAATTCTTCATCCTGTTTAGGCCTGAGATTAGATGAGCCTTTAAACTTTATAGGGGATCCTGAGGAAATAATATCGTTAATCGACAGAGCCAGAAAACCCGTATTCTGATTTGAATTGTTATGCGCTAATGATATATTCGGTACTGAGACATCGTTTGTTACGAAAGGTACACTATACTGAGGGATTGACTGCGATTTCAATTTGGAGTTAACACTAATTAAAACTAGTTCCTTCGGAGTGTTGAGTACATTTTGGATAGCGTTCTCGAGCAATGGCAATCGACTTCTCAAAGTTGCTATCCAATTTTCTGATACTTTGATTGTTACTTTACTACCATCAACTTGTACTAAATGTGCTTGTTGAGCAAGAAGCAACCTTGTTGATGGTAAATCGAAAGTCGCCAGTATTTCATTCCATAACCTAGATAATTCTTGTGCATTATTGATGATTTCTGGTACTCCCTGTTTGAAGGAACTAACTGGCGACTCTGTAACTAATATTGGATCTATATTTACTGCTTTGCTATTTTTAGTCTTTTGCTTCAATCCATATGGCAATTTTGTTGTGTGACTAGGCTGATAATCGACTTCGGTAAGAAGACTAAGCAATATAACTTCTAATCTTAATCTGGGCTGTGCACTTTGACGCAAATCCACTTCACTAGATTTCAATTGATTTTGCCATTTCAGTAATCTCTCTAATGAAGTTTCATTAGTCAAAGCAATCAATCTTGACCATGATTCATCTGATATACTTGTTAACTCAGGCCTTTCCGGAGCTACTGTAAGGATTATCATATCTCGTAATATGGCGGTCACCCCTGTAAGGAGTGATATTTCTTCTCTACCACGATCCAGTAGAGACCGACACGTTTCTAAAATAACTAGAGGCTTTAACGTAATGAGAGATGACACCAAGTCTAACATTTCTACTTCAGGGACTATCCCTAAGAGATTGGATACTGCATTGATTCCGATAGGCGAAGGTAGTAAACTTAATTGATCGAGCAGACTTTCAGCATCTCGTAAACTTCCTTGCGCGGTTTGTGAAACCAATTGCAAGGCTTGAGATGTAATGTCAATCTTTTCACTCTGTGCAATAAACCGTAAGTGATCCCTAATAATTGACAATGAAATGCAATGAAAATCAAACCGCTGACAGCGGGATATAATAGTTGGCGGAATACGATAGAGAGTGGTTGTTGCCAAGATAAATATTACCCGCGGAGGTGGTTCTTCTAATGTTTTTAGTAAAGCATTGAATGCGGATGTTGATAGCATATGACACTCATCAATAACATAAACTTTCCACCTTGCCTGTACAGGATAGAATCGTGATTTCTCGATGACGCTTCGTATATTATCAACCCCAGTGTTAGAGGCGGCATCAATTTCAATAACGTCAAGCGCGTTGCCTAATGCTATCGAAATACATAATTCACAAGTTCCACAAGGGATTGTAGTTGCTTGATCATGAGCAAGACAGTTTAGAGAGCGGGCTAGAATGCGCGCACTAGATGTTTTTCCTGTGCCATGTGGACCACTAAATAAATAAGCTGGGGCTATGCGATTATAGAGAATTGCATTACTCAGTATAGTCGCTATGGTTTCCTGACCAACAAGTTGATCAAATCGTTGGGGTCTATACTTATGATGTAAAGGATCGTAAACTTGATTCATGAAACAGCCATGTGATTGGCTCGAATAGTGACCTTAATCAGATTGGTGAAAATTTTGTAGCCATTGATGATTAGTGAATATATAAATATCCATTTATACAGGCATATTACAGTAGTCATTGATCATGGTAATCGAAATCTATTATGGTAGTTTTTGTCAATACGGATGACCTATCAGTAGTATAATGAAAGTACCAGAAATCAGATTACTTATATTAACACCGTCTTGTTTAGAATTACTCTGATGGCGATAAATGGTACAAAATACTGGTTAGATTAAATATGTTATAATTTTACCTGGTAAAATAATTCATACAAACACAATGAGGGATTGCATGGTCTTCTAAAAGAAGAGGATCAGGAAAAGAGTTCCTTTAAATTGTTATAGTGCAATTTACTCATTTCAAATGCTAGTGTCAGAGATTATATAATCATTCTCTTACAAATCGCCAGAATTGTGGTCAATAGTAACTTGGAATAACATGTTCCTAGAATGGTTGATACAAAATACGATCAATGAGTCCATACTCAACGGCCTCTGCTGCTGAGAAAAACTGATCTCGGTTGGTATCAGCTGTAACTTTCTCAAAGCGCTGGCCAGTGTGTGCTGCGATCAGACTGCAAATATTTTTTCGCATAAGTATAAGCTCTTTATTGTATAATTGCAAGTCCGTTATACAACCATAGAAGCTCGTCTCAGGTTGATTTAACATGATACGTGAATTGGGAAGAGCCAATCTTTTACCTTTCGCTCCTCCCGATAGAAGGAAAGCAGACATTTCAAAAGCGGACCCATAGCAAAGGGTTACAACATCTGGCTTTATTTCTTGCATAGTATCGTAAATACCCATAAATCCATACATTGATCCTCCCATACAATTGATATACAAGTATACGTCTTCATCTGGGTTTTCAGCCTCCATCAATAGCAATTGACTTATAATGGAACTTGCCCCTTCATCATCAATCTCCTCACTAACAGTAATAATGCGACTATCGGTAGCTCTTGAGTTAACATACCTTCCATTACTTTCTTGCAAATTTTGATTGTTCATCGAAACAAACTTGCTGTAGGAACTTAATAGATTAGGCTCTATCCCGTAATTAGTCATGGGTGTCCTTGGTCTTAAATCAATAGAATTCTAATCTATAATATTTGTTTATATTCCCAACATGGAGAGTAATTTGAATTACTTTCTAACATGAACAATGTGAGTCTTTATCCTCCTTATCTTTTCTATCAAGGCTGTTCTTCTTCCTCTTCTACACCTTGAATCTCAATAGAGTTATTCACATATAACCATTCCAGTAACTTTTTTCGCAGTAAATCAGACCTTACGGCATCTACCAGTAGAGTCTGATCGATTTCTTTACAATTGATAATCTCGGGATTAATTTCCTGTATTCTTTCTACTATCTCTTCTTCTGTAATGTTTATCTGCTCGATTTTTGCTAAAGTTTTTAGGGCTAGACTTTTGATCAGACGCTGTTCTGCTTCCGGTCTAGATGTCTCCATCAAGTTACTGACTACCTCGTGAGTAAAGAATTGCTTTACATCGGTGCCTTTTCGAGCAATTTGGCTAACTGTTTTCTTAATTAAGATGTGCATTTCTTCTTGTATCAAAGTTTCTGGTACTTCTACTTCGAACTCTTGTATAAGTGCATCTAAGAGGGCATCTTGCAAATTACGAATTGTGCTTAATTTTGCTTCCTCCTGCAAATAATATTCGAGCTCTAAGTGTAACTCATCTAGGGTGTTTTTCTCGCTTATTTGTTTAGCAAAATTATCATCCAAGTTAGGCAATTCTCGAACTTTTAACTCTCTGAGTACAATATCGAAGTCAACCTCATATACCTCTCCTTCTATTTGAGAATGATCTTGCGGAACTTGACAAGTCACAAACTTCTTTTCTCCTATAGTTAAACCTATCACGTGCTCGACTAAGTCAGTAATAGGACACTGAGCATTTAATGTGATCTCAATATCTTGAAGTTGGTAATCCGTGTCAGCATCCTCAATACCACGACTTTTCTCAACCAATGTTATGATGGCCATATCATTAAGTCTGGCCGGTCGATCTTTAACCAATTTAAAAGTCGATAATCTCTCACGAGCCTCTTCAATTAGTATATCAACTCGACTAGGATCATATTTCATATACTGAGTAATTATCTCAAGACCTCTTGTTCTATTCATGATCGGGTTAGGTTCTATATCCGTTTCTATAACCAACGAAAGACTAGCATTTGGATCAAATCTTTCTAGTAAACTATTAAAACCCTCACTAAGTTCAGGTTGACCTATGGTGTTGATTGATTCCTGCTTCAAAGCATATAGATAAGCCGATTCTATTAATAATTGTAAGGCAATGGAGTTAACGTTTGTGCGACCAACATGTTGAAAAAGTATATTATCTGGTATCTTCCCTTTACGAAATCCAGGGATATTAATATTCTCTTTAAAACACATTAGTGTTTGGTTGTAATTTATTCGACAGTATTGAGTGGGAATAGTAATTACTAAGGCCAAACGACATTTAGGTCGAAGACTTATTTGAATCTTTGGTAACTGGCTCATAAGCGAATTAACTGAATAACACAAATTGTCACTTTAAAAACTTATTGCCCTATATATCATTTATTAGTATTGTTATATAACGCAGAATGATATGTTCTTGTGTTGATCTATAGCAAAGTCCCAATAAGTCCCTTTGATATCGTAGTGAACAAGACCATGGATTCTTATAGTATTAAGTATTAATGATCCAATAGCATTTTTACCCTTGTCTTACAGTCCTTCTCCTATTCTGTCTTCCTGTATTCTAGCCTATCGTCCCCTTAAAGTAGTTATAGTAGGAGCTACTGGTTCAGTGGGACAAGAACTCCTTAAATTACTTAGTACAAGAAAGTTTCCAATTAGAGAGTTAATTCTCATTGCCTCACCCTCCTCAGTGGGGCAAGTAGTTCAATGGAACAATCAAAAAATCATTATACAAGCTTTAAATGAAGCAGTATTCAACAATGTAGACGTCGTTTTTATGTCTGCTGGTAGTGGTATTTCTTTTCGTTGGACACCTATTGCTGTAGCTTCCGGGGCTATCGTGATTGACAACTCAAGTGCTTTCAGATTAGATCCTACGGTCCCATTAGTAGTACCAGAGGTAAATCCGCAAGCGATCGCATATCATCAAGGAATATTAGCGAATCCGAATTGTACGACCATCCTGCTTACTCTCGTCTTAGGACCTTTGCAATCTCGAGGTGAAATAAATAAGATAGTACTAAGTACTTACCAGTCTGCTAGTGGTGCTGGTACACTAGCAATGCAAGAATTACAGAGTCTAAGTAGAAATTTTTTAGATGGCACTGAGCTCAGTAGTCATGTACTTCCGTACTCTTTAGCTTTTAATCTTTTTTTGCATAATTCTTCTATGCAATCCAATGGCTATTGTGAGGAGGAAATGAAGATGGTAAATGAGACCCGGAAAATCCTGAGTTCGTCTTCCTTATCTGTTAGTGCAAATTGTGTACGAGTGCCTATTTTAAGGGCTCATTCAGAAGCTGTGAACATTACTTTCAACAACCCAATATCTTTGGATGAAGTACGTGCTATACTCACTAGCAGTACAGGCATTGAGATTATTGAGGACTTTGACGGAAATCGTTTCCCTATGCCTACTGATGTGAATGGCAGAGATTCAATTGCTGTAGGACGTTTGCGTAAAGGCCTAAATGATGATAATAATCTAGAGTTGTGGTTGTGTGGAGATCAAATACGTAAAGGGGCGGCGTTAAATGCTATTCAAATTGCTGAATTACTGCTTTCTAGGGATCTAAGGAAATGACTAATCCTATCGACTTTCATACTGCGCCGTTCGGTCATGTGATTACGGCAATGGTTACTCCGTTTAAAACTAATGGGATGGTAGATATACTCTCAGCTATACAGCTGGCCGAACATCTAGTGACACATGGTTCTGATGGTTTAGTACTTTGTGGAACAACTGGTGAATCTCCTACACTTACATCTCTTGAGAAACAGCAATTATTCAAGGCTGTACATAGGACTGTTGGAGGTTCAGCTAAGTTGTTATTTGGCACTGGCAGTAATTCCACGGTAAAGACTATTGAAAATACACAAGTCGCACATCAAATGGGTGCAGATGGTGCTCTTATTGTGACGCCTTATTATAACAAGCCTCCGCAGGAGGGTCTGGAAGCCCATTTCCAAGCAATAGCGAAATCAACTCCTGATCTGCCCTTGATGCTCTACAATATTCCTAGCCGTACTGGCTGCAACCTTGCGCCTGAAACCGTTAGTCGTCTGATGAATCTTCCCAATATAGTGAGCTTCAAGGCTGCCAGCAACAGTATCGAAGAGGTAAGTCAACTGCGGCAAGTGTGCGGTCAAAATCTAGCTATCTATAGTGGCGATGACGTATTAACTCTCCCAATGTTAGCAGTTGGTGCCGTTGGTGTTGTGAGTGTAGGGAGTCACTTAGTGGGTCTTCAAATTAGTGCTATGATTAGAGCTTTCTCAAGTGGTGACAAGACAGTTGCGCTTGCATTGCATGAGAGGCTTCTACCATTGTTTAAAGCCTTATTTATTTTAACGAATCCTATACCTGTTAAAAGTGCTCTAGAGCTATCTGGTTGGTGTGTCGGGGATCCACGGTTACCTCTTGTACCAATGAATAAGAATATACGTAAATCTATATCCCATGTTTTGGATACACTAGCGTCTGTTTAATAGTAACTTTTTTTACTAAAGCTCTTGTTACTGATAGAGGTTATTCCTCTTTTTTAGATTTCACAATTCTTTCATTTTACTTGACACATGACGATTAGCCAGAGCCCTGAGCAGATTAAGAAACCCACATTACGTGTAATTCCTCTTGGAGGCCTTCACGAAATTGGGAAGAATACTTGTGTTTTCGAATATGGCGATGATTTAATGTTAGTAGACGCAGGACTAGCTTTCCCAAGTGACGGTATGCATGGCGTAAATGTAGTGTTACCTGATACTAGTTATTTACAAGAGAATCAAAGGCGTATACGTGGAATGATAGTAACTCATGGTCACGAGGATCATATTGGCGGTATTCCTCACCATCTCAAAAACTTCACTATCCCCGTGATTTATGGTCCACGATTAGCAATGTCTATGCTTGAGGGCAAAATGGAAGAGGCAGGTGTCACTGACCGTACTGTGATAAAGACAGTAAATCCGCGGGAAACTGTTCAAGTTGGGCAGCACTTTAAAGTTGAATTCATACGAAATACCCATTCGATCGCAGATAGTTTTTCCTTAGCGATTACTACTCCCGTTGGAGTGATCATATTCACTGGTGATTTTAAGTTTGATCATACTCCTGTTGATGGGGAGTATTTTGATATTCAAAGAATAGCACATTACGGTGAACGAGGTGTTCTTTGTTTATTTAGCGATTCGACTAACGCTGAATTACCAGGTTTTACTTCTCCTGAACGGGCTGTATTTCCCAATCTTGCTCGTCATATTGGGCAAGCTAAACATCGAGTAATCCTTACTACATTCGCCAGCTCTACTCATAGAGTTGCAATGATTTTGGAGCTCGCATTGAAATATGGGCGTAAAGTCGGCTTATTAGGTCGATCCATGTTAAATGTTATATCGAAAGCTCGTGAGTTAGGTTACATAAGATGTCCAGATGATCTTTTCGTACCTATTAAACAAATTCGTGACTTACCCGATCGTGAAACATTATTATTGATGACGGGTAGTCAGGGAGAACCTTTAGCTGCATTGAGTCGTATTTCTAGAGGAGAACACCCTCAAGTACAGGTAAAACCTACTGATACTATCATCTTCTCAGCTAGTCCGATACCAGGAAATACTATCTCTGTGGTACACACTATTGATCGATTGATGATCCTAGGGGCCAAGGTTATATATGGCAAGGGAGAAGGTATTCATGTGTCAGGCCATGGATCTCAAGAAGATGAGAAGCTAATGCTAGCCCTCGCCCGTCCTAAGTATTTTGTCCCGGTACACGGTGAACATCGGATGCTTGTTGCCCATGCCAAAACCGCACATTCGATGGGAGTTCCCCCAGACCATACTTTAATTATTGATAATGGGGATATCGTAGAGCTAACATGTGATTCTATACGAAAAGGGGATACGGTGAAATCGGGTATTGAACTATTAGATGCATCACGTAATGGTATTGTTGACTCTCGTGTTCTGAAGGAACGTCAGCAATTAGCACAAGATGGCATAGTAACCGTATTGGCAGTAATTAGCATGGATGGCCACATTACAGCACCTCCACGTATAAATTTACGAGGCGTTGTTACAACAGCTGATCATCATAAAATGACTAGTTGGGCTGAAAAAGAAATAATATGGATATTGGACAACCGGTGGAAGCAACTCACACGTAATATCGAAGGGAAAGTGCCTGAAGTTGACTGGGTAGGGGTACAACGAGAAATCGAAGTAGCGATACAACGCCGCTTACGTCGCGAGCTTCAGGTTGAGCCATTGATTATCTGTTTGGTACAACCAGCCCCTATAGGTACTCCTGAGTATAAAGGTTCTGTACAAAGCGAAACAGATAATCGCATCGCTGTTCGAAATCGGATAGCAAGAGATACCTCAACTAAAGAAAGTACTCGTAGTCGAGAAGTAGTGCGTTTAAATGTACCACCTACTGATGACATGATTACCACTTCATCAACTACATCTATTCCAGCCAAGGTCGGTACAGATCTTGAATTTGAAATACCGGCAGGTCGCACTCGTCGTCGTCGTTCAGCCGCGTTAAGTTGACATTAGTTAATTTCTTTAATGAGGAGAATAGAGATAACGCTAGTCTTTCATAGTTTTCACTACTGGAACTCTGTCCTATGCTTAGAGTACCTTAATAGTGAAAGTCTATTCATGCAATTATTAATTCGCGAGAAATCTTAATCCAGGTAAGAGACTGTTATTCTATCTAGCTCTTAATTCATTTGCTGAGTATTAAATTACATAGAGATAACCTTTATTAAATCTATACTTTCAGTATAAGCAATATTGGAAAATTCTAGCAATGGGATTGTTATTCGTTCGAGTTTCTCGTTACGATTACATATTCCTAGGTTCACATCAGTTGTTAGGATCCAATACTATATACTTGCGATTCCAAGAAAGAATCCATCCTGCCGCTAAATATAGTTTACCGGGCCCTTGAGATAGGGGTAATCTATTTATTAACTGTTCAAGCACACTGGTTTTTATATTGAGATTGCATTCTCTTCGTATCCATTCGTAGAGGACATGACGTTGATTACTTTTACTCAATGATACTAACTCAGTACGTAAGAGTTGATGTCTGTCTCTAGGCTTCGTAAGACTTCGAATTGCTAAAGGAAGCAATTCCGATAAAGTCTGATTTTCTTCTTGCAATCTCGATGATAAAGCACTGATACGTAAACTAGCGCCTGGATGTAACTCTTCTAAAATGGGTAAGACTCGGTGACGAATACGATTGCGACTAAAAGAAAGGTTTTCATTTGTGTGATCATACCAAATGGGTAGCTTCCACTCTTGACATATAGCTGCTGTATCTTGCCGACTAAAATTTAATAAGGGACGTATAAGATTTACGTTGTCTATATAAAGGAAATGTCGACTATTAGGTAAACTCGCCATACCATGGCGATCACTTCCTCGGGATATGTTTAACAATAGGGTTTCAGCCCGGTCACTTGCTGTATGAGCCGTTATAATTTTTTCACACCCCAGTCGCTTTGCTTGGTTAATTAAACACTCGTATCGCCACTGGCGAGCTATTGATTCTGAATCGAGAACCCTATTTGGTATGCTGACACAGAGACTTAATTTTTCTTCAGAAGCCCATTCCGCTAATTCATTAGCTACTTGATCTGAATCTGGTCGCCAGCGATGGTTACCATGCCATAAATGTAGCTCCCATTCATATATATGTTGTAAATCATTTAGTAACCTGACAAGCGCCATAGAATCTTGTCCACCTGAAATGGCAAGCACTAAGCTCGCTCGATATGGTAGCAGACCTTTGTTGGCTATAATTTGCCCGTGTAAACGCTGATGCCACGTACTCCATTGTTTTTTGATTGTAGAATGTGCTACGATGTTTAATGATATCGCTTGAATTTGATGGTCTTCAGATGGGAGAATCTGTGTCATTGACTTATCGAGTCTATGTCCCGCTTATTGAGTCTGCCTCCTGAAATCCAACAAGTTCTGCAGAAACGTCAGTTATTAAAAGTGATCTCTGGTCTAACTAACTTTGATACTGAATCTGTAAAGCGAATCAGTACTGCAGCCAGACTAGGTGGCGCTGATGTAATTGATATTGCTTGTGTTCCAGAACTTGTAGATTTAGCGCAGCTTGTTTCTGGATGCTCAATTTGTGTTTCAGCAGTACAACCTGAGCTATTTGTTGATGCTGTAGAGAGTGGTGCCGTGATTGTAGAAATTGGTAATTTTGATGCTTTCTATGCTCAAGGACGCGTATTTCGAGCAGCAGAAGTTTTAGAATTAACTCGTCGTACACGTAATTTACTACCGGATGTAGTTCTATCGGTTACGGTACCTCATATCCTGCCATTGGATCAGCAAGAGCAGCTAGCCATGGATTTAGTCTTGGCTGGCGCTGATTTAATCCAGACAGAAGGTGGGACAAGTGCTAAGCCTTTTAGTCCTGGTGTCCTCGGACTAATCGAAAAAGCTGCTCCAAGTCTGTCAGCTGCTCACATTATTAGCTCAGCAGTTGATGTCCCAGTATTGTGTTCATCAGGTTTATCCTCAGTTACAGCGCCCATGGCAATTGCTGCTGGTGCCAGTGGTATAGGTGTCGGTTCTGCTATTAATCGGCTTCCCGATGAACTATCAATGATATGCGTGATTAAAAGTTTACGGAAAGCTATTTTATCATTATCCATAAGAGTATAAAATGGTTAACCAGATAATACTGTAGTAGCCATTTTGTTAGTAATTGAGTAAGTTAGAATATAGTCAATGTCTCAGTGTAGTATTCACTACATCTAGTAGTCAAAAATCCTAAAAACCTATTCTGTTCTCACTTGAGCTATATAAGAACATTCCACAACTTCCCATGATATAGTGTACGAATCTTCATGCATTTACTAAAGTTACGTATACTGCCTTATATTACGGATTATTCACAATACCATTGCACTTGTGATTCCTTTCAGTGTAAGACAAGGCTTGGTATTCAATAACATGTTTCGCTATAACGATAAGATTTATGATTAAGTGCGATTCATCTTATATAGCACCAATCCAATTAGAATTCAGAAGGAGAACGGTCATCCTGCCTACATATCTATGTAATTTGCCCCAACTCAAAGCAAGAGTGTACTGCTTGCAATGCATCTAACCCATCAGATTCATCAACCATACAACTGGTTCGAATCTCACTAGTCGCAATCATCTGAATATTGATACCTGCTATGGATAGAGAACGGAACATCTTCGCGGCTACTCCTGGTGTGTTTCTTATGCCTACTCCAACAGCACTTACACGAGAAATTGTAGAACCTTCTTCCAACCTTACTCCTGGCCACGGACTTAACAATTCATTGAGTATACCCCTCGCTTTAATTCGATCATCTTGGTAAAGAATTAGTATAATATCGCGGCTGTACAAGCTACTTGACCTAATCCTATACTCTAACTGCACCATAGATCCTATAGGTATGAATGCGTCAGCTAATCCGCGACAAATCGTGGCTAACACAATAGAGTGATTAGGTACATTTAGAATAGAGATTTGAACCTGATTTATATCTAAAGCCACACCTTTGACTTTTGATCCATTTATATCATCCAAAGAAGAGGATTCATGGAGCTGGCAGTTGCTAAGTTCAAAAGCATGCAATACGGCTTTTAATGCCTTAGAAGCCTCTTTATTCTGAATTAAACAGCTCACTTTCACTTCACTGGTTGCTATTGCTCGTAAGTTAATATTGTTCTTGGCTAAAACTTCGAACAGGCGGGCTAGCGTGCCATATCGACTTGTTATCCCAACACCTGAGATACTTAATTTAGACACTTCGCCTTCACGTATTACGGTTGCATCTTTAGCTTTCAGAGAATTTAAAATCCTTCTACAGATGCTACAAGCTTTTTCTAATTGCTGATCTGCGAGAGTAAAAGATATTGTTACTGTTCTATTAGAGTTATTTACCTGAGCTATTAAGTCTATACTCACATTTGCACTAGCGAGACCTTCGAATAGCGTTGCTGTAATCCCTACAATATCTGGTAGATGACATATTCTGACTATTGCTTGATTTTCAATTAGCTCAGCGCTATCAACTGATTTCCCAATTTCTAGGCCTTCATTATTCATATGTTTTGCATAGCCACCAACTAATGACGTACCTGGGGATAAAGTCCAACTAGATCGAACACTTAAAAGAACCCCATAGTTACGTGCTATCTCTACAGCTCTAGGATGTAAAACTGCTGCTCCTAGACTAGCTAATTCGAGCATTTCATCGCATGAGATAGTTTTGATTAGCTGTGCAGTCTCTACTGCACGTGGATCTGTGGTTAAAATACCGATAACATCTGTATAAATTTCACAGGCGTCAGCATTGAGAGCTGCTGCGATAGCAACAGCTGAAGTATCAGATCCTCCACGCCCTAAAGTAGTAATCTCAGGAAAACCGTTTGAACTTTGTGTAGTCCCCTGGAAGCCAGCCACTATAACGACCTGATCTTGTTCAAGATGCTTCAAAATTCTTTCAGTTTGTATTTTCAAAATTCGCGCTTGTCCATGAGTTGCTTCAGTCAGGATTCCAACCTGAGTACCCGTCATAGAAATAGCAGCGATTCCTAGTCTATCCAAAGCTATTGCCAGTAATGCAATAGAGACCTGCTCTCCCGTTGAAAGTAACATATCGATTTCTCTACTTGGAGGATTAGGGTGAATCTGATAAGCCATATTCATAAGTTCGTCGGTGGTATCTCCCATAGCCGATACCACAATGACCAGATCAAGGCCTTCTCGATGTTTGATAGCAATACGTTTTGCTATTGCATAAATACGTTCCAAGTTACCAACGGAGGTACCACCAAACTTTTGAACTAGCAGTGCCATCCGTAATGCAGACTATTGAGGATCTATAAATTATGAGTTGCCTTGAACGAAGAAAACATCACGAAAAGCATCTTTTGAGGGCATACCTTGTTTCAACGCCATTTCTATCATCGATAGCTGTTTTAATAAATGAATTAATGCTTCAGACGAATAATCTGTAAGTTGCTTGCGTATTACATATATACGTTTAGGATTAATAATATTTGTCATTTTCGCAATCTTTTCAATGTTATTTTCTCCTTGTTGCGTGAATAGACTGATCCAAAGCCAAATACGCACTAATTTTGTTAGAGATACGACAATCTTAATAGCTGACTCATCTTTATCTAAAAGAATATCAATTAATGTTATTGCTTCTCCAGATTTATTTTCAAGGAGAAGCTTTATAATTTCCTCGACGCTAGTTATCTGGCTCTTTATTAGAGTATGTATTGATTCACTAGTAATAGCTCTTGCAGTAGAATAAAGATCTAACTTTTCTATTTCATTTGCCACGTCTATACTTTCCCCTTGAATAGCATTGTTAAGTTCCTCTGCTATATGGGTACTGATAAACAGCCCTATACTGTCTGCTATTTCTTGGATTCGCTTGATTTGTCCAGAACGATTCCATTTTGCTGGCAAGATGAAGCTTTTTTCTTCCGCTATCTGATTGAAGACCTTACCTATTATCGACTTAGGATCTGGTTTTTTTAAGCTTAACAGTATTAAATGACATTTCTGAGGAATGAGTTTTGAACAGGTCTCTAATTGAGATATAAACCCATTATCGTGTTCGGTAGAAAAGGAATTGCATCGGAATACTACTACGCGACTTTGCGTACCGAATGGTGGAGTAATAGATTCTTCTAAAGCTCTCTTTATATGATTCCTATCAGCTCCATCCAGTCGAGTTACGTTCGCATCAACCCAACACGGATCAACTACTTTCCTAATGAAATCATCAACGGCAGCTAAAGCAGCAACCTCATCATCTCCCCAGTAAAAGTAAACCGGCATGTGAAAACATTCCTTGAGAAGTGATTTATATATAATCGTGGTACACAAGAGTGTGTGTGAATTTCAAATACTTATCAATATAATGTACTTGTCTCGCGTTAAACAATAGGAATAATCATTCTTCTGTCCAAACCGGTATACTTTTGTTTGTCCCAAGAACGATTAACCAGTTATCAATATGGATTTTAGTAGTATTATGATATACAAACTGAAACTTCTCTAATTCCGCATATGGTCAAGGATAACCAATAATATAAATTAGGGAATAACCATATTAAATACTTTCAATATCTCACTATACCAATATGTTATAAATACACCATAGGGATTAGATTAAGGTTCCTAAATTATCTTAACAAAATGCTCACCAGAAAAACTAAGTTTCGTTTTCTTGTGTGAGTCGAACAGGCGCAGGGATTGTACGTACAGGTTTATTAGCAGCCCCCTCTATCTTATCTTTTTCTTTAGCCAAAGGGGTTTTACGAGGTGACAGGAGCATTATCATATTACGACCTTCTCTTTTAGGTAATTGTTGAGTTTCTGATTGTTCTTCTAAATCTTTGGCTAGACGCATCAACAATTGTTCTGCTAAGGATGTGTGTTGAATCTCGCGACCACGAAAAATAACAGTACATTTCACTTTGTCACCGGCTTTTAGGAATCGGACCGCTTGACCTATACGAACCTGATAGTCATGTGAATCTATCTTGTATCTCATCTTCACTTCTTTTACTTCGGTTTGATGTGATTTTTTCTTTGCTTCTTTAGCCTTTTTTTCCTGTTCAAATTTGAATTTACCGTAATCCATAATCCGACATACAGGTGGATCTGCTTTCTCACTAACCAATACTAAGTCAAGTTCTCGCTCTTTAGCGATTTCTAGTGCCTTCTCTCTATTAATAACTCCGAGCTGACTACCGTCAGCATCTACGACTCTAAGTTGGGTGTAGTTAATACGATCATTAATATTTGGCAGCTCCCGTACAGGAGCACGACGGTCAAAACGAGGACGTGGTGGCATTAAGAGATGCGAGAGGGAGGAAATACGAAGGAGATAAAATAGGGGTTGCCCTGAAGCTCTCACCCTAAGACATGTTCGACAGCTATCAGTGCATGTTCTAGAGGATTCGCTTCGTTTAGCCAGAGAACTTCATGTTGATGATAGAACCAAGTGCGTTGTCGTTTGGCATACTGCAATGTACGGTGAATAGTAATTATTAGAGCCGTTTTTAGATCAATTTCTCCAAACAGCCAACGACAGATTTCTCCATATCCTATAGTTTTTAATAAGGGTAAGTCATGTCCGTAGCGATTTATCAATCGTCTTGTTTCTTCTACTAATCCTTTTTTGTATAATGAAATGCTGCGTTTTTGTATACGTTGGCGGAGTACTCCAGGATCTAATCCTAATTCAAGGAGACGCCATGAAATAACATTTTGTCCTTGCTGCATAGATAATGGTTCGCCCGTTGTATAGATTACCTCTAGAGCTCTCTGTGTTCGTACACTATCCTGTGAATCGATACGATTAGCAGAAGCTGGATCGGCTATATGCAGCAATTCATTGCAATTCTGTTTTCCCAGATACTCTAACTGGTCTCTTAGGTTAGTATGAGGAGGTACGGCTGGAGGTGAGATACTATTTGTCAATGCTTTTACATAAAGTCCACTACCTCCGACAAGAAAGGCAACACCACATCGTTCATGCTCTTTTTGGATGGTTCTACTTGCTACTTTCACAAATTCTTGTAAGTTAATAGGATCATTTGGCTTCCGCAAACCTAAAAGTTCATGTTGTACCTTAGCTCGCTGGCTGATAGTCGGTTGTGTAGTACCGATCTCCATTTCACTATAGAGTTGACGTGAGTCAATTGATAAAATCGGCAAATTGAGACACTGGGCTAGCGCAATAGCTAGATCAGTTTTACCACTGGCTGTCGGTCCAATTAGTGTTATGATAAGTGGTAATTTTTTACAGGTAAGAATCGAAGTCAAGTGTAAGAATCAAAGACTACATTTAAAGCAGTATCGTTAGGTAAATGAAGAGTAACTTAAGCTTTAGATCAAGAGATGTAAATGCAATCATATTCTAACATATTACAGCTAAAAGTTAATATCCTGTTATTACTATCTCTTTGATATTTTGAGCATTCCCTACTGCTTGCAGTATACTCGCCTGGCGTTATTATATTTTTGATCTGGCGTAATCTTTGCGAATTAATCCGATCCTTTTGCTCTTTTCTATGAGATCTCATTGCAGCCTTATCTGTACTTTTATGAGCTTTCTTATCCAAGTTTAACAGTTTTTCAATTATCTGTGTACAAGATTGTTTTTGAAAATGTAAATGGTGTTTGAACTGCTAAGTTGACTGTATTTATCCAGATCAGTTTCCCCTGTCTATTGATTCATCAAATGAGCGACTCTCCCAAAGTACAAGTAGCTTATGGCGTTGAGCAGATCCAAGTCTTAGAGGGGTTGGAGCCGGTGCGCAAACGCCCTGGTATGTATATTGGCTCAACAGGACCTCGAGGGCTACATCATTTAGTATATGAGGTCGTGGATAATTCTGTTGATGAATCACTTGCTGGCTACTGTGATGAAATCCTTGTTTCGTTAGGAGAAGACGGTTCAGCCACGATATCTGACAATGGACGTGGGATCCCTACAGATATTCATCCTCGTACTGGTAAATCAGCTTTGGAGACAGTGCTTACTATATTACACGCAGGTGGCAAATTTGGAGGTGGCGGTTATAAAGTGTCCGGAGGTTTACATGGTGTGGGGGTTTCAGTCGTTAATGCTTTAAGTGAGTGGGTAGAAGTTACCGTATACAGGGAGAATCAAATATTTACTCAGCGGTTTGAATATGGGATTCCTATTGGTTCTTTGATATCAAAACCTGGGGAAGAAAATCGGACAGGCACTTCCCTGACATTTAAGCCGGATATAGGTATATTTACAACTGGAATAACTTTTGATTATGTGGTTTTGGCTTCTCGGTTACGAGAATTAGCATATCTAAACGGTGGAGTTCGTATATCTTTTCGGGATGAACGATCTTCTTTATTGAATAATAGAAATGAAATTCATGAAGAGGTTTATTATTATAAAGGTGGTATCAAGGAATATGTTTCATATATCAACATCGAGAAAGAGCCTTTACATTCTGAGATTATTTATGTTAATGCAGAGAAAGACGGTGTGCAAGTAGAAGCAGCCTTACAATGGTGTGTTGATACTTACTCTGATAGTATTCTTGGATTTGCTAATAATATCCGGACTGTAGATGGTGGTACCCATATTGAAGGTTTAAAGACGGTCCTCACTCGAACATTTAATGCTTTTGCGAAGAAACGGGGTAAGCGTAAAGAGAATGATACAAACCTCGCAGGAGAAAATATTAGAGAGGGGTTAACGGCTGTCCTATCTGTGAAAGTACCGAACCCCGAGTTTGAAGGTCAAACGAAAACTAAACTTGGAAATACTGAAGTCAGAGGTATAGTAGATAATTTAGTTGGTGAGGCACTGACTCAATACCTAGAGTTTAACCCCTCAGTAATTGAGTTGATTCTCGACAAGGCTATTCAAGCTTTTAATGCTGCTGAAGCAGCTCGTAGAGCTAGAGAGTTAGTGCGACGTAAATCAATTCTAGAAAGTTCCACACTTCCTGGTAAGTTAGCCGACTGTAGTTCGAGAGATCCATCCGAATCAGAGATTTATATAGTTGAAGGTGACTCAGCAGGTGGTTCTGCCAAACAAGGTCGTGATCGACGATTTCAAGCTATTCTTCCGCTAAGAGGAAAAATCTTAAATATTGAAAAAACAGATGATGCCAAGATTTACAAGAATACAGAGATCCAATCTTTAATTACTGCACTTGGACTCGGCATCAAAGGAGAAGAATTTGATGAAAAAAGTTTAAGATATCACAGAATTGTAATAATGACCGATGCTGATGTTGATGGTGCTCATATTAGAACCTTGTTGCTTACATTCTTCTACCGCTATCAGAAATCACTATTGGAAGGTGGATATATATATATAGCCTGTCCTCCACTCTACAAAGTCGAAAGGGGCAAGAACCATACTTACTGCTATGATGAGAATCATCTTAATAAGACTCTAAAAAGCTTCAGAGATAAGTCTAGCTATAGCATTCAAAGATTTAAAGGTCTTGGTGAAATGATGCCTAAACAGCTGTGGGAAACTACAATGGATCCTAAACGTCGGATGATGAAACGAGTTGAAATTGAAGACGCGATTGAAGCAGATCGGATCTTCACTATCTTGATGGGGGATAAAGTAGCTCCACGACGAGAGTTTATTGAAACACATAGTGCAGATCTAGATCTAGCAGAGTTGGATATTTAGGATATATACTCTCATCTTATAAGTAAATTCTTCATCCTTTCTGAGGCTGGGGGTTGTTGAACATCTTCAGAAATAGGGTTTCTTTGTTTATAAATATATTAGTCTTCAGTTGAGTTGTTAACAAGTGATGCGGCTTTGTGAAAGTTCCCATAAGTCCAACTTGAAATATTTTCTTACATGCTAGTCCTTCTCTATAAATTTTATGAACAGTGACCTACTCAATAATTACCAAATTAAGAACTTAATAAATTCCTCAGAAATGATCAAATTTCCCATATATACTATACTAAGATTTTTTACTTAATCTTATGTACATTGTATTTGCTTGAAACATTCTTCAAGATCTCAAGGTTTTAATTCCTCTTCAACAGCCGATATGAGATTGGAGGAATCTGGCTCAATGTTACTTTTGTACCGTGCAACTACATTGCTATTTTTACCAATTAAAAACTTTTCAAAATTCCATTCCACATCTCCGGCCGGTTCAAATTCCGTCAGAATATCATATGGGGCCGTTTTAGTTCCTTTAGCATGAACCTTATCAAAAAACTCAAAGTTTACACCATAAGTCATGGAACAAAACTCTTGTATCTCACTTAAAGAACCAGGTTCTTGATTCCCGAAATCATTACACGGGAAGGCTAAAATTCGAAACCCTTGACCATTATAAGTATCTTGTAATTTTTGCAAGCCAGCATATTGTCGAGTAAATCCACATCGACTAGCAACATTAACGATCAACAATACATTGCCTTTGTAGTCACCAAGGGACAGTTCATTCCCATTGGAGCATCTTACAATAGTTTTTGATATGTTTATGGCCATGAAAAATTATCAGTGTCAGCTAAGACTAGCGGTTCCTATCAGTCATACACTGTTTAGTCCGACGTGGTGTCCCCATGAAACAAACAAAGGGGGCCATTGCAGTGAGTAGTTCCGAACTTGTGGAAATGGTGTCTCAGCAGCTGCAGACACTATTAATGGCAGGAAGTTATGATGCAGTTAAGATACTACTTGAACCGGTACAACCCGTAGATATTGCTGAGGCTATCGGTAGTCTACCTCGTACAGTGCAGGCACTAGCATTTCGACTTCTAAGAAAAGATGAAGCTATTGAAGTTTACGAATATCTTGATGCTTCTGTACAGCAAACTCTACTAGAACGTTTACGGTCCGGTGAGATATTAGAACTTGTTGAGGAAATGTCGCCGGATGATAGGGTCCGTCTCTTTGACGAATTACCAGCCAAAGTTGTCCGTCGTCTGTTGGCAGAATTAAGCCCTGCAGAAAGACGAATTACTGCTCAGCTTTTGGGATATGAGGCCGAGACGGCAGGGCGATTGATGACTACTAAATTCATTGATCTCAAAGAGTTTCATAGTGCTTCTCAAGCTTTAGCTATTGTCCGTTGTAGAGCGCGCGATACTGAGACTGTATACAGTCTCTATGTGACAGATCGGTCTCGTCATTTAACAGGGATTCTTTCCCTACGAGATCTGGTGACGGTCGATCCAGATAGTAGTATTGCCGACGTAATGACTCGAGAAGTTGTAAGCGTTAGTACAGATACTGATCAAGAAGAAGTTGCTCGAGCAATTCAACGATATGACTTCCTAGCTGTACCAGTCGTTGATCGTGAACAGAGATTAGTTGGAATAGTAACTGTTGATGATGTTATCGATGTAATTGAAAAAGAGGCTACACGAGATCTTTACGCAGCTGGTGCAGTACAGGCGGGCGATGAAGATGACTACTTTCAAAGCAATCTTTTTACAATCGCAAGACGGCGAGTTGTTTGGCTTCTAATTCTGCTAGCTGCTAATGCTGGAACGTCAGCAGTAATTGCTTCCCAACAAGCGGTGTTAAAAGAAATAGTCTTACTATCAGCTTTTATTCCTTTATTAATCGGTGCCGGAGGCAATGTAGGTGCTCAAAGTTCAACAGTTGTAATTCGTGGTTTGAGTACCAAGCGTATACAAAATCTTGGTGTTTGGCGAGCCATATGGCGCGAGTCATTAGCTGGCCTATTTCTAGGCCTATTACTATTGATTGGTGTATTACCTTGGGCTTGGCAAATCGGTGGTAGCCTGTTAGTAGGAGCAGCTGTAGGTATCAGTTTAGTAGCTATTACAACTCTGGCTGCAACCGCAGGAGCTGCTTTACCCTTGCTATTCGATCGAATGAGTCTTGACCCGGCCTTAATGTCAGCTCCCTTTATTACGACTGCTACCGATGTCGTAGGTGTGTTTATATATCTGCAAACAGCTTCTTGGCTATTAGTACATTTTAGGTTTCACTGAATACTATTAAGTGAACTCGTAGTTAATATATATTGTGCAGCGTAAGTCTTTTTACTCATTTATTCCTTATTATAACAAATGTCACACTTCTTCAGCTTAATCTGCTGACAGGAACCCAGCTTACCTAATCATCTATTCTATGCAGGCTCTTTACGATCAACAGGCTACAGATAGGGATTTAGTATGTTCCTATTTACGGGATATTGGTCGTATTCCATTACTAACTCATGAGCAAGAAATTACGTTTGGACGTCAAGTTCAAGAACTAATGGCTATCGAAGAATTGGAACGCAAAATGGAAGAGAACGCTGGTATTAAGCCCAATCAACGAGAATTAGGGGAAGCTTTGGGATTGAATGAGATTGAAATAAAAAGGAAACTAGTAAGCTGCCGCCGTGCAAAAGAACGTATGATATCGGCTAATTTACGTTTAGTTGTATCCGTTGCCAAGAAATATACTAAAAGAAATATGGACCTTTTAGATTTGGTTCAAGAAGGAACTATTGGTTTGGTTCGTGGGGTCGAGAGATTTGATCCTAGCCGCGGATATAAATTCTCGACATATGCTTACTGGTGGATACGTCAGGGAATTACTCGCGCAATTGCAGAGAAAAGTCGCACTATTCGATTACCTATCCATATTACCGAGACCTTGAATAAACTTAAAAAGGGACAGCGTGAATTAAGTCAAGCTTTGGGAAGAACGCCGACCCTTGTTGAATTAGCGTCAGAGGTTGAACTAACAAATGAAGAGGTAAAAGAATTATTATGTCGAACCAGGCAGCCTATTAGCTTAGAAACAAAAGTAGGTGATGGAGATGAGAGTATATTGCTTGATCTTTTATCCGCAGATCAGGAACTGCCTGAGGACCATGTATATAAAGAATGCTTAAAGGATGATGTATACGCACTGTTGGAGCAGTTACCGGAACTCCAAGGACGTGTCTTGAAAATGCGTTACGGCGTTGACACTACGGAGCCATTGAGTCTCACCGGGATTGGTAGAGTATTGGGAATCAGTCGAGATAGAGTCCGTAATCTTGAACGTGATGGACTAAATGTACTACGTCGTTTAAATAAACGAACATAGTTTGACTTACCCTATTAATATTTGGCTGATAGACGGAATGACGTCGTGAGTAACCCATTATCTTATCAATGATACTATTTCTATACTACTGTAGCTTTTGTCAGTTAAATGTGTATCTGAAATTAAGACGAATTATACCAAGACTGGCTATGATTAATTGGGATATAAAGATATAGAAGGGAATACCTGGAATGAATTACCTGAATGGTAATTCATTGCTTTGGTGCTTTGATTGATACTCTCCTTCCTTTCTCTTCAATATACAATTGTACACTCCAGCAATATTTTGGTATAATGCTAAGTCTCTCAGGCCATTCAACAACGATGATCGTATTAGAACCAATTACCTCATAGTTCTCCTCAGCGAAAAATTCATCAGCCATCTTGCTATTCTCAAGTCGATATAAGTCGATATGTTTTAGCTGTATTATATTATTGTTGATTCTTCCCGTATACCACTGAGACAAAGTGAAGGTAGGACTCGTAACAGATTCGAAGATATTCAAGCCTCTAGCCAAACCTTGCACTAAACAAGTTTTTCCTGCACCCAGATTGCCACTTAGAAATACCGTGGGCGGAATATCGTTAGCTACAGTTAGATCGGTAAGCAATGGTTGAGCTAGCTCAATCCCTAAACAATGGGTAGCATAGATGTTCTTCAGCCAGTGTTCCATTCTTGTAAGGTAACTGTAAGCGAGCCCGAAGCCTCGGCGTCTCTGCAAATATTTTTAACTTAGTTGTTTCTTCTAAAAGGAATTTTTAAATTATGGTAACAACACCTTTTGCAACTACTACAGCTAATGAGAAAACTTTATGCCACTATAGAGTGGCAGATATTCATGAAGCACATTTTGGCGCTAAAGAAATAGCTATAGCTGAAACTGAAATGCCGGGTTTAGTGGAACTTCGTCAAAGATATGGGGTTACACAACCGCTCAAAGGAGCTCGAATCGCTGGTAGTTTGCATATGACAATCCAGACTGCCGTTTTAATTAAAACATTAATAGCCCTTGGAGCAGAAGTAAGATGGGCATCTTGCAATATCTTTTCCACTCAAGACCATGCGGCAGCCGCAATTGCAGCTGCTGGTGTACCTGTTTTCGCCTATAAAGGTGAGACTCTAGATGAATATTGGACATTCACACATCGAATTTTGGAATGGCCTAACAATCTTACGCCTAACATGATATTGGATGATGGTGGAGATGCTACTGGTTTACTAGTCCTTGGTGTGAAGGCTGAAAAAGACCTCTCATTATTAGATAATCCAGCTAATGAAGAGGAAGCAGCTCTCTTCAGAACCATTCGAAATTACCTTACAGTCAGTTCAGACTTCTACTCTAGAATATATAGCAATATACAAGGTGTTACGGAAGAAACTACCACTGGAGTATCAAGATTATACCAAATGGAAAAGAAAGGAGACCTTATTTTTCCAGCCATTAATGTTAATGACTCTGTGACTAAAACAAAATTCGATAATCTCTATGGGTGTAGGGAATCTCTTGTTGATGGTATTAAACGTGCCACAGACGTAATGATAGCAGGCAAAGTTGCTCTAGTAATGGGATATGGCGATGTAGGAAAAGGATCGGCTCAGTCTCTACGAGGTCTTGGCGCAACAGTTATGGTTGCAGAGATTGATCCTATTTGTGCACTTCAGGCAGCTATGGAAGGATACCGTGTCGTACGGTTAGATGATGTAGTTTCTGATGTAGATATTTTTGTAACTGCTACTGGTAACTACCAGGTAATTCGTCATGACCATATGATTAAAATGAAACATCAAGCGATTTTGTGTAACATTGGACATTTCGATAATGAGATTGATGTTGCATCCTTACGACAATATGTATGGGAGAATATTAAACCACAAGTGGATCATATAATTTTTCCTAATGGCAATCGAATTATACTCTTGGCGGAAGGACGATTAGTAAACCTAGGATGTGGTACCGGACATCCTAGTTTCGTAATGAGTAATTCATTTACGAATCAAGTCTTAGCTCAAATTGAACTATTTACTAAGGGAAAACTATATTCCAACAAGGTCTATACATTACCTAAGCAGCTCGATGAAATGGTTGCGCGTCTTCATCTTGATAAAATAGGAGCCAAGCTAACAGAATTAACTGAAACGCAGGCCAAATATTTAAATGTTCCGGTTAACGGCCCTTATAAACCTAACCATTATCGCTATTGAGTTTAACATTTTACAATGGTTTAGTTTAGCAAGTTAATTCAAATTGCTTTCGATAGCATTTTAAGCCTGGGCAGAGATTGGTCTCGCTTGATTGAATTTAGTTTTTGATAGCAGTATATAATCACAAAAAAAAGATCAAATTTAGGAATGATATTTCGTAAGAGTCTTACATTGAATTAGTTTATTAATCAGGGAAGAGCTTATACTAAAATGAGATAATACAGCTAAAAATACATTGATTTATGTCGATTTATACAAAGTACACTAGTTAACCCTAGAAAGGTACTTCTTCGATATTAGCTGAGCTAGTATTGTATGGATTCAATTCTGAGTCACGTCTAGATCCTAAAAGTTGTAATTGAACAACACGAATTACCGGTTTACTGCGTTGCTCACGTGAGTTGCGATCTGTCCAGCTATCAATTTTTAGTGAACCTACTATACCCAGTAATGAACCTTTTCGAACATATTCGGAGACTAATTCGGCTTGCTTACCCCATAATTCAAGATTGAACCAGTCCGTTTCATTGGAAGATTTTCTACGATTAACTGCTAGGCTGACGTTTGCGACAGTATTTCCTGACTCAAATTGACGAACTTCGGGATCTCGACCTACATAACCTATTAACATGACTGAGTTGATGCTCATGAAAACAAACTGCGTTGAGGGATCTCAGTCTAAATAATCCCTCCTCTTTATATCCTTATAGTTAAACATGAATTTATGTTACAGCCGTGGTTCTAGATGGGGCAGTCGGGTTATCTTGATGGAGTCCTTGCGGCTCCTTCCCCCTACTCATCCTTTATGTTTAGCGTCCATTTTTGCATAAGTGTTCTTTCGGAAGGCTGTCCGAAGGGATTTCCTCTATGTTGTTCATAAATAGGTTAAATCGTAGCAATCCGAGCTACGATATCGGAATAGATTTGGGTACAGCAAATACCCTAATCTATTCTTCTGGAAAAGGCATAGTGCTACAAGAGCCTTCGGTTGTAGCGATGGACGTCGAGCGCTCCTTTCCATTGGCTGTTGGTGACGAAGCCAAGCTCATGCTTGGACGGACACCTAGCAACATTCGGGCTGTAAGACCTCTCAGAGACGGCGTTATAGCCGACTTTGATGCAGCTGAGCAAATGATTAAGACTTTCATCCGTAAGGTGAACGACGGACGAGGTGTTGTAGCTCCTCGGCTTGTGATAGGTATTCCTAGTGGAGTAACTGGAGTTGAGCGGCGCGCTGTCCGCGAAGCAGGTCTAGCGGGAGCACGTGAAGTTCTCTTAATTGATGAGCCAGTAGCAGCTGCAATTGGAGCCGGGTTACCAGTTACAGAACCTATTGGAACAATGATTATCGACATCGGAGGTGGAACAACCGAGGTTGCAGTATTAAGCCTTGGTGGGACAGTCCTATCAGAATCAGTTCGTGTTGCAGGTGACGAGATTAGCGAGGCTATTACTGTTTACTTAAAGAAAGTCCACAACCTTATTGTGGGTGAGAGAACTGCAGAAGAAATCAAGATCAAAATTGGTTCAGCTTTCCCTGATCCAACTTTTGATGGCTCAGTAATGAGTGTGCGAGGGTTACATATACTCTCAGGTTTACCACGTACGGTGACAGTCCGTGCTGGTGAGCTCAGAGAGGCGATGACAGAACCTCTTAACGTAATAGTTGAGGCTGTCAAACGTACTCTTGAGCGTACTCCTCCAGAGTTAGCAGCAGATATCGTCCATCACGGAATAGTCCTTGCTGGCGGTGGTTCATTAGTACGGGGTATTTGTGAACTTATCAGTCACGAGACTGGTATTTTAACTCAAATTGCTCCAAATCCTTTACTGTGTGTTGTTAGCGGATGTGGTGAGGTCTTGGAAAATTACAAACGATTGCAACGAGTATTAACTAGACCATACGGCTAGGTCACACTGACTAAGTAAGCCTTAGTTCTTATGGCTTCCGCACGTTGGAATTACAGATCACGACCAAGCCACTTTAGTGTGCTTTGGTCGTGGTTTCTTCCTTTTTGCTTAATATTTTTTGTCAGGCTTAGCAAAAAAACAGGGATTGTCGATTGCTACTCCTTATTCTTTCGACCCTTTTGGCCTGGTTCAGCTCAAAGAGAATGGTTACAAAAAGCCTCTAATCTTGAGAAATCATCACGTTTATTAATTTTAGAAGCTGATAATCGACGATTAAGATCTTTGTTAGGTCTAGCTCGTTCAAAGCCTCTATTAGAACCAGCACCTGTTATATGTCGTGATTCATCGTGCTGGTGGGAACAGTTACAGTTAGGGAAAGGGAGTCTAAGTAGGTTTCACAAAGGTAATGCGGTACTTGGACCTGGAGGTTTAATTGGTCATCTAGTCAATGTCACTCCTACAACTGCAACAGTTCAACTTTTAACTGATCCAAACAGTCAATTGGGTGTCTGTATATCACGTACACACTCTCATGGTTTACTATTGGGGAGAGGTATGGCTCAACCTATACTGCGTTTTCTGGAAAAGGATCCGAATGTACGACCAGGTGATATTGTTACTACATCTCCCTATAGTGTTTTGGTCCCGCCTAATTTGCCTGTGGGTGTTATTCAGTCGGTTAATCATAAGATTCTTCCCGTTGCCGAAGCTAGAGTGAAATTATTTGCGCCAGTAGCAGCAATTGATTGGGTACAGGTTCAAATAGGGTCTGAATAATATGAACATAAAATACCAACAGCAAAAGACATTATCAATGTTTTATGAATTGATAATGTCTTTTGCTGTTGAAACACGTCTTAAATAAAGATCTTCTATGGTGAAGGTAAATTTCCTTAATTTAGATTTCTGTACCAATCCAACGCATATTACAGTTAGTTACAAAAATTAACTATTCAACAGGAGGTAGTATGTTTTCACTCCTTAGAATCTAGAGGAGTATTTCAATTGTGAAATTATAATATTTTGGTTATATTGGTGTCCAGAAAATCAAACTGTAACTAACTAAAGCAATATACTTGTATTAGCCTGACTCATAGGTAAATCAAGTTAGTTCAGCAGTATAGATGTAAACAATATTCACAGGCTTGTAAATTCATCTAATATGGGTGATGTTCAAGTTGAGCGGTAGGGTTGCCTTTCTTCATCTCTTGGTCGGTGATGCCTTTGTATGACCATCCCCAACATGCGCAAGGCGATGCGTCTGTTGGTGGTGGCGCGGAACCGAAAGCAACCTTATTAGTCGTGGACGATGAACCCGCAGTACGCCGGGTCTTGGTTACACGATTGCAATTAGCTGGTTATCGTGTAATTTCTGCGGAGGATGGAGAAGCAGCTCTTACTCTTTTCCACCAAGACCCACCAGATCTAATAGTCCTTGATGTTATGTTGCCCAAGCTGGATGGGTTTGCTGTTTGTAGACGGCTTAGGGCCGAATCTTGCGTACCAATTATTTTCTTGTCTGCGCTCGATACTATTTCCGAAAGAGTCGCTGGATTAGACTTAGGTGCGGATGATTATTTACCCAAGCCGTTTAGTCCTAAGGAACTTGAAGCGAGAATTGCCACAATTCTACGACGAGTCGGTAGAGGTTCTGGAGTTACAGAACAATGCGATGTACCAGTAGGCCAAGGAGTACTACGAGTAGGCGATTTAGTTGTGGATACCAATCGTCGTCAAGTAACTAGAGGTGGTGATCGTATTGCTTTAACCTACACAGAGTTTAGTCTTTTAGAGTTACTATTCCGCGAGCCTGGTCGTGTTGTTCCCAGAGCCGAGATTCTTGAACAACTTTGGGGTTATCCCCCTAGGCGAGCAGCCGATTTACGAGTAGTAGACGTATATGTAGCCCGTCTTAGGGGAAAACTCGAACCAGATCCAAGGAATCCAGAACTAATTCTTACAGTACGCGGTACAGGTTATGCATCCCAGAGAATAGGCGAAACACCCACAACAGTTCCCGCCTAGCACTCCTGCAGGATGGATAGGTACTCAAGCCATTTGTCCCTTGTCTGAACTTCGTGAGACTCGTCTAGAAAAATCCCGTACTTTAAGTTCACTAGGACAGGGCCCTTATGCCCTTAAGTTTGGATCTACCCATCGCCACCAAGAACTTCAGGAAAGCCACAGTGACCTTGCCAAGGGTGAAGAACGGGATCTAACCGTTGCAGTTGCTGGTCGCGTAATGGCTAAACGCGTAATGGGCAAATTAGCCTTCTTCACGCTGGCTGATGAGACTGGGTCAATACAATTATATATTGAAAAAGCTACTCTTGTAGTTTCGATGCCTAATGATCCTGTTGCTTTTAGTCACTTAACATCTTTAGTAGATGCTGGGGATCTAATTGGAATTCACGGGACTCTGCGTCGCACTGACCGTGGTGAATTATCTATAAAAGTTCAACAATGGCAGATGTTAACAAAGTCTCTCCATCCTCTACCAGATAAATGGCATGGCTTAGCTGACGTAGAGAAACGCTATCGGCAACGGTACTTAGATTTAATTGTTACACCGCAGGCACGCGAAACATTACGCCGGCGGGCACAAATAGTGAGTGGTATTCGTCGCTGGCTAGACAAACGAGATTTTCTTGAGATTGAAACGCCTGTACTACATGCAGAAGCAGGTGGAGCAGAAGCACGACCCTTTACCACTCATCATAATACTCTTGACTTGTCGCTTTACTTAAGAATCGCAACAGAGTTACATCTTAAACGGCTACTTGTGGGTGGCTTTGAAAGAGTTTATGAACTAGGGCGAATTTTTCGGAATGAAGGTATTAGCACTCGCCATAATCCTGAATTTACATCGATAGAAATATATCAAGCCTACTCAGATTATAATGACATGATGGACTTAACCGAACAATTAGTTAGCCAGATCGCTTATCAAGTCTGTGGCACGTCAAGAGTGGAATATCAAGGTAATTTTATTGACCTCGCACCACCTTGGCGAAGGGCTACGATGCATAATTTAGTACAAGAAGCAACTGATCTTAACTTTACTGAATTTGTAGACTGTTCAACCGCTTGTATTGCTATGAAAGCTGCTGGATTAGAGGTTCCTGACAAAGAAAATGATGGCAGTATAGGTCGTCTATTGAATTATGCTTTTGAGCAGGCCGTGGAAAGTACGCTTATTCAACCGACTTTTGTTACTGATTATCCCGTAGAAATTTCCCCTCTTGCTCGTGAACATCGCAGTAAGCGAGGACTTGTAGAACGTTTTGAGTTATTTATCGTTGGTCGCGAAACAGCTAATGCTTTCAGTGAGTTAATTGATCCATTGGAACAACGTAAGAGATTAGAAACGCAACAAGCTCGTAGACATGCAGGTGATTTAGAAGCTCACACTGTTGATGAAGATTTTCTTCATGCATTGGAGGTAGGAATGCCTCCTGCTGGTGGGTTAGGGATAGGTATTGATAGATTAGTCATGTTACTCACCAATAGTCCTAGTATTCGTGATGTTATTGCTTTTCCGCTACTGAAGCCCGAATCTTAATGTGATACATAGTCAGGGAGGAACCACGACATTGGATAATGGACCCACCGGGCAGATGTTACTAACTCATGAGTGGTGAGCGCGTAGGTTTTCGGTTCAAGCATGCGGATGCAGTGGTCAAGCGCAATCCTCAAGGCCGTTCGCGCCGAGGTTGGGTAATGGAGCCTGTTGAGCAGACCACCAGCCGTGGCACGAAGATGCCTGCTTACCGTATTCGCTGGCGTGACAGCGAGCGTCCTGAAATTGTTCTTCAACACATGCTCATTGCCGATCCTGATCCCACACCTCCTCCTGAAGGGGTAAGTTTATTGCCACCTGATGCCAAAAAGTAACACTTGAGTGAAACAGTGTTAAGTTTTGTTCATCCTCTCAGTCAATACTAGTCCCATTCTATATACTCTCTGAAGTTCGGTTAACCGATCCAATATATACTCGTCATATATTAACTTAGTTTGTACAGTGACGACGTAAACGCTCTAGCTCCTGTTGAGTCTCGAATTGCTCCCATCTATTGTCTGACTGATTTCGCCTTTTGGAGTCATTCTTGGAGGACGGACTAGAATTTTCTTGTGCTATTTCTTTTAATATCTTTAAGCTATGGTTCAATTGTACTAATTCAAATTCCAATTCTTTCAAAGCTTGCCACTGAGTATTCCCTCGATGCATTAGATCTTTTTGATAATTAGAAGCTTCCTCGACCAACCTCCATTGTTTGCTATTTTGAGCTTGTTTTAATTTACTTTTCCAGTAATTAATCTTAGGTGCTAATTCTAGTAATTCTTGTCGTAAGAATTCAGTCTCTCTCTGTAAATGGGAGTACCTCTTAAGTAATTTTTCCTGTCGCTCTTCTGATTCCTCCTGATCCAACAATTTTTTTTGTTCAGGATTCGAAGATAGAAAAGTTTCTAATTGTTCATTTAATTGTGACTCCAGCTTGTCAAACCAATTCATCCCCATGTTACCCTACCGTATTGGGTGCTCGAGTAATTAGTGGTGCTTCAATTTCTTCTTGCAAAGGGGTAATAGCACCCTCACGAGATCTTAGTAATAATTGTGTAAGACGTGCCATACCTCCCTCCCCTATGTCTTCATTGCCTATTCTGTCAAAAAATGACCGGTAGGTATTCTCTAACTCTTTTATTAAATCTTCGCGTATTGTGCGAATAACTTGCCGTTTTTCTTCTCTACTCATGAGATGAATTGACGTTGGTCACTAAGTATGCACTTAGGTATCTAACAGTACATTGATAGGTTTGTGTTCAGATAGTACGAATATCTTATAGAATACTCACGCTTAATCTTGTAAGAATCTGATTCGGTAGAAAAAATTGTATACCTTACCATGGAAAGTTCGAAGGTTAATAAAAGAGCAGCTATCTTCGATGCTCTATCACTGATTTCATAATCATACTAAAAAACTATCGATATAGCATTTTAGTTCACTATATCCACAACACAAAATACTCTTCGTATCTTAAAGATTCTAGGGTGTAGCTTTCTATTCAAGTAACTGTACTTATAATAATTCATTACGGATTAATTCTTGCTAGAAGCGTGATAATGCAGATCTCATATCTTTGATGTCTTGTTTTCGTCGTTCTTCTTGTCGCTTATCGTGTAATTTCCGTCCTTTACATAATCCAATAGTTAATTTAATCCAAGAACCTTTAAGATATAAAGTCAACGGTATTAAAGTGAGACCTTTTTGCTCGAGCGATACTTTTAATTTCTCAATCTCTTTTTTATGTGCTAGTAACTTTCTAATTCGTAGAGGATCATGGTTGAAATATTTACCCGCGTGGTTATGAGGTGAAATATGTACATTATATAATTGTATCTCACCATTACGTATTAAACAAAATCCGTCACGGAGATTTGATTTACCTGATCGAATAGACTTTACCTCTGTGCCTAACAATTGAATTCCAGTCTCTAAAGTTTCGAAGATTTCATACTGATGTCGTGCCAAACGATTATTTGCAAGCAATTTATTAGAAGTACTGCGAGATGCTTGACTCGTTTTTTTGCTACTTTGCTTAGTCATTGATTACTCCTCGTTTTTAAAACGTATCGAACTTTTGACAGAGTGTGATGATGTCCATCGTTTCTTCTATAACCACAGCTACGCAATTATCGCGCAATTGCATACTAACGAACACAAAATTATCAGAAGATCCTCACGGGAACGATTTACCAAAATTATGGTATAGAGAAAGAGAAAGTGAAGGTATCACCTCCCTTCTAGGAAATCTAAGACCTAAATATCTCAATGAATATATTGGCCAACAAGAACTCAAACAAGTATTAAAAATTGCTATTCAAGCAGCGTGCGCCCGCGAAGAAGCTCTTGATCATTTGTTACTTTACGGACCTCCGGGGTTAGGCAAAACTACTATTGCTCTTATTATAGGACAAGAGCTAGGTGTACATTGTCATATAGTTAGTGCTCCTGCGCTTGAACGTCCTCGGGATATTATTGGCATATTATTAAGTCTACAGCCAAATGAAATATTATTTATTGATGAGATTCATCGTCTAAACCGCATAACGGAAGAATTTCTATACACAGCAATGGAGGATTTTCGTATAGATTTAACTATAGGTAAAGGTAAAGTAACACGGACGCGTAGTATATCAATCTCTCCATTTACATTAATAGGAGCTACTACAAAAGTAGGTTCATTAAGTTCACCATTGTTTGATCGGTTTGGTTTTGTTCAACGCTTAGATTTGTATAATCTTAATGATCTCTGTCGTATTGTTGAACGAACAGCTACATTATTGGCCTTAAAATTAGAACAGAATGCAATTCTAGAAGTGGCTCAGCGTTCTCGAGGAACTCCTAGGATTGCAAATAGGTTACTACGGAGAATACGGGATATTATCTCGATCGACAGAAATTTAAATTTTGTTAGCATGGAACTAGTCAATGAAGCTTTAAGCTTGCTCCAAGTAGACAGCCAAGGTTTAGATTCTTCTGATCGTCGCTTACTACAATTTTTATTGGAGGTTTACAGTGGCGGCCCAGTGGGTTTGGATACATTGGCCGCAGGACTAGGAGAGGATCCATTGACTATTGAATCCGTCATCGAACCTTTCTTACTACAAGTAGGTTTCTTGAAGCGTACACATCGGGGTCGTGTTGTGACCAAGGATGGTTGTAAGCATTTAGGGTGGTATCAATTGTAGTATTTAAGTCTTTAGTGGTTAATTTATGCATCTTCTTTGCTTATTTCTATTAACTGTTCAATGTGCTTTACCAACAGGAGTCCAATCCTCTACTGACTTATCACGATTATTTGATGACGCATTAAGCAACAGTCGTCAAGGAAACTTTACAGAGGCACTACTAAACTGGAATCATATAATAGATGCATTTCCTGATAATCCAAGTGCCTGGAGTAATAGAGGGAACACAAAGCTAGCCTTAGGTGACTCAACAGGAGCTATTCATGATCAAGATGAATCTATAAAATTAGATCCAAATCAGAGAGATGCTTACCTGAATCGAGGTGTAGCTGAAGAGAAGTCGAAGCTATGGAATCAGGCTGCAGATGATTATCAATTAATTCTTAACAAGAATCCACGTGACAGTCAAGCTCTTTATAATTTTGCAAATGTGCAAGTGGTTCTAGGCGAATGGGCAAAAGCTCAAGATTTTTATAATAAAGCAGCTCGAGAGCGACCTAATTTTGCTATTGCCCGTTCTAGCCAAGCATTAGTAGCTTATCAATTAGGTCAATTTGATGTCGCTGAAGTAGAACTACGTAAATTAATAAAGTCTTATCCATTATTAGCCGATGCCCGTGCTGCGTTGGTAGCTCTGCTATGGCACCTCAACCTTTCAGGAGAAGCCCAAAGTCATTGGGCAGCGGTAATAGGTCTTGATATTCGTTACCAACAACTGGAGTGGTTATTAAATATACGTCGATGGCCAGAACAACCAGCATTGGATCTAATGGAGTTTATTCAATCTATCGACTAGAATAAATATCATTACCTATAAAGAGAGATAGAATCATTTAAGCTCTTATTTCATCATTATATGAGCTTTTAAGAAATGGATATTGAGATACCTGCTTCGTAGTTCATCATATATGACTAGCGTTTCTTCTATAGTTTGAAACACAAATAAATCGCAGATTATGAAAATTGATCGTAGTCCTTCTTCTATAACAGTGGTCCATTCAAGTCCTAGTATAAAAACCGCAGCATTAATAAAGTTAAAAGAGAAATCTCAAAACCAAACAGTATTTTTACTCATATTGGGTATAATGCAAGATAGAACTGAAATTCGTTCTTTGTGTTGTTCTGGATTAGGAGTTCACCAGAGTAAGCCCTCTTGGAATATATTACAGATAATAGTAAGTAGTGACGAAGATGCTACTGTACGAGCTGAGGCCTTGAACTCTATAATTCAATACAGCCTAATATATGGCTGGAATGTAATAAGACAGTGTTTCGTTAAAGATTCATCTCAATTAGTTCGCTGTACTCTTCTATCTATGCTACTAAAACAGCGACAGATTCCGGTACGCTGGCTAATCGATTTGTCTACATTAGCCATTGCTGATAATAATAACAAGGTTAGATTATACGCCACAGAAATCTTCGGGCGCTTAAGCAAAGAATGTACTAGTCAATCCAAGCAAGCTCGCGAGATTTTAATACTCTTACAAGATGATATCGATCATCAGGTAGCTACTTCAGCTATCAATAGTTTATGTAATTGAATTACTCTATATGAATTATGAAATAAAAAGCAATCCATATACTTAAATATAGAAATATATACTTATGTATCAAACGGAACTGAAAGTTGATATAGAGAATCCCTGGTTAAGCTAGATATATAAATAAACTAACTTATAGGTTTTAGATAATTAAGACAGCAAAGCCTTTGCTTTTGCAATTACATTGGATAGTGTAAACCCAAATTTCTCCATACAAGTATCTCCAGGAGCAGATGATCCGAAGCGGTCCATTGTAACAGTGGTACCGTCAAGGCCAATATACTTATGCCAACCATAAGAACTCGCAGCCTCAACGACTATACGACGGCGAACGAATTTAGGTAGCACACTTTCCTTATAGCTATTTGGTTGTTCTTCGAACAATTCAACGCATGGCATGGAAACGACACGCACTTTGTGGCCTTCCTGTGTTAACTGCTTACCAGCTTGTACACAAAGATCCAATTCGGAGCCTGTTCCAATTAATATTAAGTCAGGCAATCCTTCACAATCTTCCAGTATGTAACCACCGAAAGCTACTTTCTCAATAGAGGAGTTAGCTTGATTGACTATATTTTGACGACTAAGAGCTAGAACTGAAGGGCGATTTCGATTTTGAATAGCAATCTTATAAGCACCACTAGTTTCATTACCATCGCCTGGCCTGAAGACCAACATATTGGGCATGGCACGTAAAGACGGAATAGTCTCTACCGGTTGGTGAGTAGGTCCATCTTCGCCAACTCCGATAGAATCGTGAGTTAAAACGTAAATTACGCCTAAGCCACTTAAAGCTGATAAACGCATAGAGCCACGCATATAATCAGCGAAGACTAAAAACGTACCTCCATAAGGTATGAGTCCACTTCCATGATATGCTATACCATTTAGTATGGCAGCCATGGCGTGTTCTCTCACGCCAAAATGAAGATACCGTTTCTCAGGACTCTTAGCTTGGAAAGAGCCAGTTTCTCCTTTTATGTCGGTGTAATTCGAGTGAGTTAGATCGGCTGATCCTCCTATCAATTCAGGTAAATTTGGTCCTAGCAATCCAAGACAAATTTGAGAATGCTTCCGAGAAGCTAACGCGTTATCGCTAGGAGTATAAGAAGGTAAATCTTTGTCCCAGCCTACTGGTAAATCACCACGTAACATACGCTCGAACTCAGCACCTTCAGCTGTATACTTACTCTTATAGTTATTCAGAGTCTCATTCCACTCAGCTTCTTGAGAGAGACCTCGTTTTACAGCTTGACGAAAATAATCGTAAACTTCTTGAGGAACTTCGAAAGGAGAATAAGACCAGCCTAATTGTTGGCGCGTTAATGTCGTTTCATCGCTTCCGAGCGGTGCTCCATGAACACCTGCGGTATCGCTCTTATTAGGTGAACCGTAACCAATAGTGGTCGTAATTTTTATCAGGGATGGCTTGTCTGTAACAGCTTTAGCCTTTTCAATTGCTTGTTCTATTCCTTTTATGTCTACATTTCCATCTTGTACATGTTGAACATGCCATCCATAAGCTTCATAACGCTTAAGGACATCTTCAGTAAAGGAAACGTCAGTCTTACCATCAATAGTTATGTGATTATCATCATATAGTGCAATCAATTTGCCAAGCTTAAGATGTCCAGCTAAAGAACAAGCCTCACCTGATACACCTTCTTGATTACATCCATCACCCATGATTGCATAAGTGTAATGATCAACAAGTTTGCAATCAGGCTTGTTGAATTTCGCGGCTAAATGGGCCTCAGCTATAGCCAAACCAACAGCGTTAGATATACCAGCACCGAGAGGACCAGTTGTAACTTCGACTCCTGGGGTCTCAAAAGTTTCAGGATGTCCAGGAGTACGTGATCCCCATTGGCGAAACTGCTTAATATCTTCGATGCTTACGCTTTCATACCCGGTCAGATGCAGGAGCGCATAGAGCAACATGCAGCCATGACCAGCTGATAGAACAAAACGATCACGGTTAAACCATTTCGGATTCTGAGGGTTATGTTTAAGAAACTTATCCCAAAGGACATAACCCATTGGTGCACACCCCATGGGTAAACCAGGGTGCCCACTGTTTGATTTATTAATAGCATCCACTGCTAGCATACGAATGCTATTAATGCAGAGTGTATCTAGAGAGGCAGACGCAACGACCATAGTGTTACAAAGAAGATTTTGGGAAAGTCTGAAGGATGGATGTACAGCAGAGCTGATCAGGCCATTTGACGAAAGGCAAGACATACATTATGACCGCCAAAACCAAAAGAATTAGATAACGCTATATTTAATTTAAGTTCCCTGGCCTGATTAGGCACGTAATCCAGATCACAATCGGGATCTTGACTCTCATAGTTAATGGTTGGTGGAACTAGATTATGTTTTATTGCCAAAATGCAAGCGACAGCCTCAATACCTCCAGAACCGCCTAGGAGGTGCCCTGTCATAGATTTAGTTGAACTTACGGGAATCTCATAAGCATGACGACCTAGAGCAGATTTGATTGCTGCAGTTTCGTTTCTATCATTAATGATTGTGCTAGTTCCATGAGCATTAATGTAATCGACCTCTTCAGCCAATAATTGACCGTCGTTCAACGCTAATTTTATAGCTTTTGCACCTCCTATACCTTCAGGAGCTGGAGATGTAATATGATATGCATCACAAGTAGTTCCATATCCTACTATTTCTGCCATTATGTTAGCATCTCTATTTTTCGCATGTTCAAAGGTTTCTAGCACTAACATGCCAGCACCTTCCCCGATAACAAATCCATTCCGCTCAGCGTCAAAAGGTCGACTCGCTGCAGAGGGATTATCGTTTCGTAACGACAGCGCTTTAGCACTTGCAAAACCAGCTAATGCTAAGGGTGTGATGGCTGACTCCGCTCCACCACAAATCATTACGTCAGCTTTTCCCAGTTGTAATAATCTGAACGCATCACCAATAGCATTGGAACCTGCTGCACAAGCAGTAGAGGTAGAGATACTTGGTCCCTTAGCACCTAGCGTAATTGCTGCTAGTCCTGTAACCATATTAGGTATCATCATCGGTACACAGAATGGACTAACTCGCTCTGGACCACGTTCATTGAGTACCTGAACTTGGGTCTCCATCATTAGTAGCCCTCCTACTCCTGATCCGATAGCTATTCCAATACGAGATGCATTTGATTCATTAATAATTAAATGAGCATCATTAACAGCTTGTCTTGCCGCCACAACACCAAACTGGCAAAATCGATCCCAACGTTTGGAGTCTTTCAATTCAAGTATAGATGTAATGTCAAACTCTTTTACCTCTGCCGCAAAGTGGCATGAATGATGCGTTGAGTCAAATAAGGTAATAGGCTGTACACCATTTTGTGCTGTTGATAGTCCCTTCCAATAATCAAAGACTGTGTTACCTATTGGTGTAACCGCACCTAGGCCTGTAACCACAACGCGGTGTAGACCCTCCACCATTGTGATCCTCAGCCTTTCTTGCCCTGAATATATGTAACAGCGTCACCGACTGTAATAATTCCTTCAGCTGCTTCGTCAGGTATCTCGATATCGAATTCTTCTTCTAGTGCCATGACTAACTCAACGGTATCAAGAGAATCAGCACCGAGATCCTGCTGAAAGTTGGATTCGCTCTTTATCTCACTAGCATCAACGCTGAGTTGGTCGGCAACGATCGAGCGCACTCTTTCGTGGATCGCTTCCTGGGACATAGCCGTGGAGATTGAGGAACGCATTCTACGTGTCACCCGATCAAGGTTCTTTTCGTATGAACAAGGATGACGGGCTGATGGACAACACACTCGATCTCTGCCAAATGCAGTTACCGTTATGCAACAGCGTTCGCTTTCAATCGGGCATGTCCCATTCCGTCAAGATTTACGATACCTGCATTGGTTGTACACAGTGTGTACGTGCTTGTCCTCTCGATGTTCTTGAGATGGTCCCTTGGGACGGATGTAAAGCTAACCAAATTGCATCTTCACCTCGGACTGAAGATTGTGTAGGTTGTAAGCGTTGTGAGACTGCTTGTCCTACAGATTTTCTCAGTATCCGCGTTTACTTAGGTGATGAAACAACCCGCAGTATGGGTCTTGCGTACTAATTAATCTGTACGTATGACGACATTTTCTCGGGGACTCTCTTGATTTTGTTAAGCTTTGAACTAACTCTGTGACAGAACTAAGCTCGGCTGTTAGCCGGGCTTTTTTGTATTTCAGGATTTTTCTATGTGTGGGATCATTGCCTTAATTGGCTCTCGCGATGCTGGACCTATCATACTTGAGGGATTACGTCGACTTGAGTATCGAGGGTATGATTCTGCAGGACTTGCTGCTATTGATATCGATACTTCCGGAGCAGGAAAATTAACTTGTTTAAAAGCAGCAGGGAGGTTAGTCAACCTTACAAAAAAATACGATGAGTTAGGTGCCCCAGGATTTTGTGCTATTGGACATACACGTTGGGCTACCCATGGCAAACCAGAAGAACGTAATGCTCATCCCCACCTCGACGGGAGTGCTCAAGTAGCAGTAGTACAAAACGGAATCATAGAAAACTGCCAGGCCTTAAAAGAGCCGCTTGAACGAGATGGTGTGGTCTTTACCTCCGATACAGATACCGAGGTTATTCCTCACCATATTTCTCAACAGATAAAATACTTACAAGATGAAGGTGAACCTGTTAGCAGTAGACTCCTTTTAAAGGCTGTGCAACGAGTTTTGCCTTTGATACAAGGTACTTATGCCTTAGCAATCATATGGGAAGCAGTCCCTAAAGCATTAGTGGTGGCTAGCAAACAAGCACCATTGCTGATTGGACTAGGTAGTGGAGAATTTTTGTGTGCAAGTGATACACCTGCTTTCGCAGACTTTACGGATACTATCTTACCTCTAAAAGATGGTGAAGTAGCATTGCTGACGCCTTTAGGAGTGGAACTATACAATGAATTTGGAGTGGAACAACAACGTAATCCAGTTTTATTAACCAATGTTGAGCAGAAAGTAGACAAAGGTCATTTTCGTCACTTCATGCTTAAAGAGATTTATGAACAAGCTGAAATTGCTGCTCTTTGGGTTGGAAAACACCTTGCAAAAGCAAGAATCGATAGCAAATACTTACAATCTGATTCACTGATTTCCTTATCCTTAGACGATGAAGTATTCGAGGGTATTGAACGAATTCAAATACTTGCATGTGGAACCAGTCGCCATGCTTCACTTATAGGTGCTTATTTATTAGAACAGTTTGCTGGCATACCTACATCAGTGTTTTATGCTAGTGAATTTCGTTATGCACCACCACCATTACTCCCTAATACACTTACAATTGCCGTAACACAATCAGGTGAAACTGCGGATACACTAGCAGCACTACAAATGGAGCAAAAACGTCTTGAAGCTAGAGCTGATCCTCTATATAATTCTTGCCAGCTTGGTATCACTAATCGTCCAGATAGTTCTTTGACCCGCCAAGTTTCACATCTCCTATATATAAGTGCTGGAATTGAGATTGGTGTTGCAGCTACAAAGACTTTTTTAGGTCAATTGTTGACATTTTACGGGTTAACTCTGGCATTTGCTGAGCGACGAAATTCCTGCTCTAAAAGCGAATTAAGAGCTTTAGTCACCGAGTTACAAGAATTGCCATACTACTTGCGTAAATTGATCAAAGAGCATGATGAATTATGTGCAAACCTCGCCGAGAATTTTGATGATGTTCGGGGTGTAGTCTTCCTGGGACGTGGTATTAATTATCCAATTGCTCTAGAGGGGGCTCTTAAGCTGAAAGAGATTAGCTACATCCAGGCTGAAGGATACCCAGCTGGAGAAATGAAACATGGCCCAATTGCTCTTCTCGATCCAGAGGTTCCTGTAGTATCAATTGCTGTACCAGGCAGGGTATTTAGTAAGGTAATATCAAACTGTCAAGAAGCTAAGGCACGTGATGCCAAAGTAATAGGCATTACCCCGATTGGACCAGAAACTAAGTTGTTTGACATGCTTTTACCAATACCTGAAGTTAGCGAATGGCTTAGTCCTTTATTAACGGTGATTCCTATGCAACTACTAAGCTACCATATTGCATGTCACAGGGGATTAGATGTAGATCAACCTAGGAATTTAGCTAAGAGTGTTACTGTAGAATAGTCAAGATAATGGCATCTTTATTAAGAGATATATCCTTGGTAAAGGTATACTTAAAGCGTCTGCTGGTATCCGTAATTCTTATTATCCTAAGAGTCCATGATTAATAAATTATATATTCAGGAATTAAAAGTAATAATGTTTTTTATCTTGATCTCTCCTAAATATATATCCGCCGATATAACTAGGTAGGGTTGCAGTTCTACCTATAAATGAAAACAGAATACCAATTTATCTGAGTGGTTCTGCCACAATTGTGTCTGGATTTAATAGCGTTTAGGTTTCCATAGGTAGGCGCCAACCTTCATAACTCACATGTAAAAGAGGCCTTTGTAGAGTACCTTTTCCCTTCAAATAATTACTGGAACCGATAAAGACTACACAACAACAGAAGCAAAGATAACATAAATGACAAGATACTGATATAGAAATTCTGTTAGGTTTCAATTGTTAGATTTCCAGTAATCCCGGTGGCGGTGTAATTGATAACCATTTCTCCTCTAAATTTATTTTCGGGACAATTGATTCGACAAAAGGGATTAGTACTCGACGGTTCTGTTTATTAATCATAAACTCATCTATTAGTTTAATTTCTAGTAAATGGTTACTCCCATTTATTAAATCCTCTACATAACCAATTAATTCGAACGTGGGCTCCAGTCTTACCTCTAATCCTATTAAATCCAATGCATGAAATTCCCCTTTACCAAGTAGCGGCCTATCACTTGACAGTATTAATAAATTATAACCTATAAGATTTTCAACCATCGTACGATTATGAATTCCCTGTAATCGAATTATGTAAAGCGATTTTCCGGATAATTGTCGACCTGATTCCAGATGAACTGGTTTAATTTCATTATTAGGCCCCTGTAACCAACGTTTCCCTGCCAATGTAAAGCGCTCGGGGAAGTCACTGGAAGGGTTAACTCGTATCTCTCCTGTTAAACCATATGCTCCTACTATACTGCCCACGCTTAACAACTCATTGGTATTTTCCTTCATAAAAATGACCTCTTGATAGTGTATTTTGCGAGTATAATCCCTTCTTGGCCATATTATGTATAGTGAATAATTTAGTATTTCCTATTGTGCACTACAACTCTAGTGCAATACATGTTCTATGTACTTATTTGAGTTTTGAGAGTTTTCAATGCATAGTGAGCTGCTTGTTGTTCAGCATCTCTACGAGATCCACCAAATCCTTCGCCTAAAGATTTTTTCTCAATAAACACGAGACTACGGAATCGAACAGGATCACCATGGGACTGACTTACTTCTTTACTGGTATAAATAGGTAATCCCAGGCCTTCTGATTGACTCCATTCTTGTAATGCCGCTTTCCAATTATAACAATGAGGATCTGCTAATAATTGGATACTACTACGTTCCCAATGTGCTCTAAGCCAGTAATGTATAGGCTCTAAACTATTATTCCAACAGCAGTAAAGCGCACCGATTAATGCTTCTGTAGCTTCCGCTCGCAAAGTCTGACGAGCAACACTATCTTTAATGGCTGATGTCCCAATTCTGAGAACAGTCTCTATACGATATTTTTGTCCTAACTCGGCTAGCCAACGATCACTCACTAACTGAGCTCTTAATGATGAACTTTGACCGACACTTAAACTAGAGTAACAAGATAATAAGTATTCTGATGCAGCTAACCGTAATACGGCATCTCCCAGAAATTCTAATTTCTCGTGATTTATCCCCAAACCTGCTGATGTATGAGTAAGCGCCTCATCAACAAGTGAAAGCTCTCTCGTTTGTAACTCATTACTTCTTAACGTATTCAATCCTAAGCCATATAAGAACTCTGTTAACTGATTACGACGTTCAGGTGAAATTGGTATTGACATAGCTAAGACAGTACTTATTCTATAGATAAGTTAGTTTTGAAAGCAGGACATAAGCCGGATTCTGTTCACTACTACAACCTAAAATGTTAGTACCAGTGGGCGATCATCTATCTAGGATCACCGTTACCAGTGATCTCAAGCGGCACTCAAAAGGAGGAACAGGAAATCTGACCAACCCTTGTTCCTAAACCTTGCTCCTCGCTGGGGTTTACCAAGCCAACATTTCTCAATGTTGCTGGTGTGCTCTTACCACACCTTTGCACCTTTGCCTGTACCTGGAAAAATTCCGTAAGGCCATTGGCTGTATGTTTCTGTGGCACTTTCCTCACGGTTGCCCGCACTGGGTGTTACCCAGCAAGCTTGGTCATGTAGGAGCCCGGACTTTCCTCAACCAACACAACCTGGTCGCGATCACCTCGCCTGCTTTCAATCCCATAATGCCTGTTATTGGGGGCTGTAGCTCAGTCGGATAGAGCAACGGTTTCCTAAACCGTAGGTCGTGGGTTCGAATCCCGCCAGTCCCGTTGGTAATACCGAATAGCTTGGCATATGACCTATACTCTATACTGAATGATAGAGGCCCTGTGTGAGAATGGCAAGTCACAAGTTAATTGTGCAGAAAATCTACTTATTTGCTATATATTAAATTGTTTTGTTGTTAAAGTTAAACTCTGAGCTTGAGCCCACTAACGAGTTTTGACTGAATGGTTAACGCAGGATAACAGAGTACGATAGTCTTCCCTGGAAAGAAGTACATTGAATGAATCATAACCAATAGGTACGAAATTGAAAGAACGACTGTGAATAGAGACTTAATATTGCTTTACTAAATAGAGAAATTGTTAAGTCTGGTGATCGAACTGTGAAAATGGAGATAAGTCTCTTTGAAATTATTAGCAAAACATCATTGTCACACTTAAGGTCGCCCGATGCTTTTCCCCCAGGCTATGATTTTCCCTACTGTTATAATGGAGGTAAGTAGTCACGATCTGGAGGTTGCTGAAACCTTAATCAGCGTCATAAGATTTCTAGTAATATTCCTAGCAGCACGTACTCTAGCTGAGATATTAGTGCGACTGCAATTACCAACAATCTTAGGTGAACTATTAGCCGGAGTACTCGTAGGATCTTCAGGCTTACACTTAATTGTACCTCCAGATACTCAAGCCCCACTTAATGACACCTTCTCCACTTTAATTGCCTCTTTAGCTTCTATTCCCTCAGTTGATATATCCCAAATTTATAGTGAAACCTTTCCCATTCTGCAAGGCGTGGCAACTCTTGGTTTATATGCTTTACTGTTCTTAACTGGTCTTGAGAGTGAGTTAGATGAATTAGTAGCCGTAGGAGCTGAGGCCTTTACCGTAGCTGTAGCAGGAGTCGTTATTCCATTTAGTTTAGGTACTATTGGATTGATGAGTATTTTTCACATTGACCTGATTCCAGCTGTATTCACCGGTGCATCTATGACAGCAACTAGTATTGGTATTACTGCTAGTGTTTTTGGAGAACTTGGATACCTCAAAACTCGTGAAGGACAGATTGTTATCGGTGCTGCTGTTCTGGATGATATCCTCGGTATAATTATACTAGCAGTCGTCGTAGCCATTGCGAGTGGAGGCATCTTTGATCCAGGCCCTACATTGCAATTAATTGTAGCTGCAGGTATATTTGTAGTTGCAGCAATTGGTTTAAGTCGAACAGCCGCACCTGTATTCGATTGGATTTTGGATCGCCTTAAAGCTCCAGGCGAAGTTGTGGTAGCAGCTTTTCTCGTTTTATCATTCAGCTGTTTTGCTGCAACGGCAATTGGCTTAGAGGCAGCATTAGGGGCCTTTGCTGGAGGTCTGATACTTAGTAGTTCTAAACATATTCATGCAATTCGAGAACGAGTCGCACCTTTGGTATCACTTTTTGCCACTATCTTTTTTGTCTTAGTCGGTGCAGGTATGGATTTATCAGTTATTGACCCTACAAACCCTGAAAATCGTGCTGGTCTCGTTGTTGCTGCTTTTCTATTTGTAGTTGCAGTTATTGGAAAAATAGCTGCTGGCTGGAGTTTCTTTAGTAAGAAACCTACCAAACGATTAGTAGTTGGTTTAGGAATGATGCCTCGAGGTGAGGTCGGCCTCATTTTCTTAGGACTCGGTACTAGTGCAGGGTTACTCACACCATCTTTAGAAGCTGCAATATTATTAATGGTTATCGGAAGTACTTTTTTAGCTCCTATACTCCTTCGGCTTGTACTTAAAGAGAATACTAGCTCTGGATCGATTCCTTTAACTTCTAACCCTTCATAATTCAGTTGATAATTACATATGTTAAATGAAATATATACTTAAGACCAGTTTCGGTAAGGAAATTGGCGTTGCAAGTTAATTCATCTAGACTCATAAAATAGTAAAAACGACTATATTTTTAGGCAGACTAAAACTTATTATATTCCTTCCGGTTATACAAACCTAGATTAATGATGATTTCATGGTTAATATTAAGATTCTTATTATTGACGATGATCCAACGGGATCTCAAACTGTTAATTCTTGTCCTCTACTTCTATCTTGGAGCCAGTCAAGCCTAAGGGCAAATTTACGAAATGAATCCCCGTTATTATTTTTACTGGCTAACACTCGCGCTATGTCTGCGAACGATGCCAAAGTTGTAATGAAAGATATTTGCCAATCTTTAAAAAAAGCCTTATGGAGTGAAGGCATTGAAAACTGGTTTGTGGTGAGTCGGAGTGATTCAACCTTACGCGGACACTTTCCCCTAGAAACTGATATCATTACTGCGGAGTTAGGCTGTTTTCAAGCAACTTTTCTCATTCCTTGTTTTCTAGAAGGCAATCGTAAGACAATAGACGCAGTTCATACCCTGAATGGTGTTCCTGTTCATAAGACACAGTTTGCTTATGATCACTATTTTAGTTTTAGCACTAGCTTCTTACCCCGGTTTATTTCCCAAAAAAGCAACTCAGAGCTTGAAGAAAGTAATGTTGTTCAGATTAATAGCAATTTTTTAAATAAAGCTATTATTAATAAGAAGACATATCAGATCTTAGAACAGCAGATAAGAGCTCTTAGTGGCAATGTGTTTGTCACTGTTGATGCTCAAAATTCCAAACAACTAAAAATCTTTAGCAAAGCAATCAATAAAGTATGTTTTGGTAAATCTCGTAATCAAATTAGCAAAAAATTCCTTTTCCGTAGTGCAGCAAGTTTTATTACAGAGTTAGTAGATTTACCGCCACAGCCTTTAGATTCTAAGCAACTTCCAAGTCTTCGGAGGAGGAACTCATTCGGAGATCCGTTACCAGGCTTGGTTACAGTAGGTTCATACGTACCACTAGCCGACCTTCAACTAGAAACCTTGTTAGCTGATCCTTTCTGTATCGGTGTTGAATTACCGGTTACTGAACTAGTCGATGCATTTAGAGATTTTGTAAATATGCAGACAATAGTTCAATTGGAGCAAGAATTATTTCAAAAACTACAAGACATCATTACAAGTGGAAAAACGCCAGTGCTCTTTACAAGTAGAGGGGAACTGAATTTTCCATCTTCAGAAGAACGTCTAGTTCTTGGTCGTAAGATAGCCAAATTCATGGCAAGATTAGTAGCAGCCTGTGCTCCACAGTTGGGATACATAATAAGCAAAGGTGGCATCACAAGTCAATTTCTTCTCATTGAAGGACTAAATCTAAGTTGGGTTCATCTAGATGGACAACTTCTTCCAGGCTTGTCACTGGTTAGACAATTACACAGTCTTTGGACTCCTCCAGCTTTTAGAGGATTACCTATCCTGACATTTCCTGGCAATTTAGGCAGCTCTGCCACTCTTAAAGAAGTATGGGATTTAATGGAAAATCGTAGTACAATATAGAAATCTCTTTGTGATCTCGTTGAGAAGTAGACTTTTATTCTCGTATCGTATTCCTCTCTCTCATTATCAGGGTTCTTCATGGACCATTTATAATTTTCTACAAGTAATATTCCGGTTAATTGAATAGTCTGTTGTATGAAAAACTAATCGGTCTACGTATCATGAAAATATATTTTTCTTCCTGATTGTTTCTCTGAAACAACAAAAGAATCTTAATTCTACGGTTCTACCTGGAGAATAGCGGTAAATTTTAGTTACCTCAATCTTGTACTCTGTAACAAAATAGCCATCCTTAATTATTTCCCTGAGTTAGTAAAGAAGTCCAAGTAGGCGGTTTTCGATGTATTGTGTACATAGCTCGTAACCCTTCGCAATCTTTACACCCTTTGATTAAAGGATTTCGATTAGTCTAATTGCTGTACTTAACCTACGGCTAACACAATGCCTGTGGCCCTTGCTTCTCAGTTACGTGAAGGGACCAAAAAGTCTCATACCATGGCGGAGAATACTGGCTTTGTAAGCTGCTTCTTGAAGGGAGTTGTAGATAAAAATAGTTATCGCAATCTGGTCGCTGATTTATATTTTGTTTATAGTGCAATGGAAGAAGAAATTTTGGGTCTTAAAAACCATCCGATAGTAGGTTTAATAGCCTTTGAACAACTTAATCGCCGTAATGCTTTAGAGAAAGATTTAAGTTATTACTTTGGTCCTAAGTGGCATGAGGAAATTAAACCTTCCCGTTCCGCAACAGCTTATATTAGTCGTTTACGCGAAGTAGCCAGAACCGAACCTGAACTTTTGGTTGGACATCATTATACTCGTTACTTGGGGGATCTTTCAGGTGGCCAGATATTAAAGACGATAGCACAAAAGGCTATGCAGATAAATGGTAATGATGGACTGCATTTTTATGAGTTTGATTCAATTCGTAATGAGAAAGCTTTTAAAAATACCTATAAAGCTGTAATGAATAATTTACCTATTGATCAGGCAATTGCTGACCGTATTATCGAGGAAGCTAATCTAGCTTTCAAACTAAACATGAATATGTTCAGGGAACTCGAAGGAAATTTAGTAGCTGCTATAGGGAAAATACTTTTTTCGTTTCTGACTCGTCGACAGCGCGTAGGAAGCACTGAAGCAGTACCAGCGTGATTATATTCTGTTTCATTGGTAGTTTCAGAAACAACTAGTAAGTTGCTATGTGGAGATTTACTGATTGAATTACCAATACTTTTGTTAAGAACAGGAATATATCAAACAGAATTATTAATTTGTTGGTAAAAGCAAGCAGGCCTCCCCTCCGTCTCAATCTATTACAAGAATGATTTTCTATAAGTGGATTCCATTTCAATAGATTGTTAATTGGCGTTTTGAAATACTATTCCCACTACGAATCATGAAAGAGTATCACTCTATTTTCTGTATTTATATTAGCAATCACAGTTCTAGTCTCTGCTTAGGAATTCTTACCTTGGCTCTTGACTACAATGTTTTAGGGTGCTTGGGTAACAAGGTTCCAACTAATCCAAATTTTCTAACTCCAAATGCCCTTAACATTATAATCGAATCATCAGACCATTAGGCTTAATATTGACAGGATAGTACACAGCAAAAAGGATCTTCTAAGATCCGTCAATACCTTAGTCTAAAGGGGCAAATCAGTATTTATATAACCTCGTAAATAGTATTTCCTCTTACAGTTCGAGGATTAAAAAGAATCATTCAAACCCAATGCCAAAATTTATTTTGCGATTTAGCCAATTACTAGTCAGAAAGAAGTATAAATGAATAATTTAGTCTTATGGTATAAGAAGCCCTAATTTTTATTTTTAGTTGTATTGTTTCCAGTAGTTTCCACAAAGGTTTTATAAGGAGTCTTAATTCTGGGTATTCAGCATATCAATCTTGTGTCTGAGCATAATTTGGGAATTATCTGATCCAAGTGATTATATTTCTGAGCTTACTTTTCAATAGACCGGCATTATTAAGGAAGAAGTTATCAACTTCGACTAACTCCGATCAATCGAATTAAAGGCTAACCCACCTAAAAAGGCAGTATTGAATTTGACTCTTGTGGTGCAGATTGTTCAAGAATTAATACGACAGTTGGAAGTTGGGACAAGAAATACACGTCTAGCATTAGTCGGTGGTATTGTACGAGATTGGTTATTACATCGGATCTATAAAGAACCTTGGAATGGACCTGGTGACCTAGATTTAGTAGTGGAATTTTCAATGGAATCGCATGTTAATGCTCATGCATTAGCCGAACGATTGATTAGTCTTCATCCTGAAGAAATTACTCATTGTCACTACTATGACAAGTATGGAACGGCAGAGATTTGTTTTCTGTGGGGTACTATTGATTTAGCTACAGCTAGACAAGAATTCTATCCTGAACCTGGGCACAATCCGGTAATTAGCTTTCATAGTCTTGAAAGTGATTTAGCTCGCCGTGACTTTCGATTAAATGCGATGGCTATAGTTGTGAAAGACAGCCGTTGGCAATTACTAGATCCTTATGGTGGCCAGCAAGATTTAGCGACTGGTTGGTTAGATTTTTTACATCATAGAAGTGTTACAGATGATCCTACTCGTCTAATACGTGCAGCCCGTTATGGTGCACGACTAGGTATGACTCTTGGTCATAACAGTATTAACCAGACCAGGGGCACCATAGATCAATGGCCTTGGAAGTTACAATCTGACCTTACAAGTGATCAAGCACCATCTGCCCTAACTACGCGTTTACGAATAGAGTTAGAGTTACTCTTTGAGTGTCGTTATTGGCAAGGCTCATTACACTTATTACAAGTATGGGGAGCATTAGAGTTGTTAGATAAGAACTTACAAGTTAACTCGTACATAAGTTTAAAAAGACGACTCATCTGGGGAAATCGTTTGGGAATATCTTTATTGTTAGCTCTAATAAGTGCAGCCAGAGATCCTGTCACTTTGGCTACTAGATTACAGTTGCCCAAAAATCAAATACAATGGTTGAGACAGGTGGAAAAATTACAAGAACTTCTAGCTTTTACCGAAGGCAATAATACTGTCAATTCTATTCTGCTTTCAGGGTGGAGGCCCTCTCGCTGGTGTCGTGAATTAGAGACTCGAGGATGGCACCCAGAAGTAATCGCATTAGGATTGATTTCAGGTTTACAACCACGGCGCCCACTATTACGTTGGTGGTTCCGTTGGCGTCATATAAAATCTCCTATAACGGCAAACGAGATAATAGCTAGAGAAAATTTCTCAGGATACCGATTAGGTTGTTATTTACGTCAGTTACGATGGGACTTTGTTGATTCTGTGGGATAACGGTATACTGAGTTCCGCTTCTGATTTAGGATGGTACCTTACATAACTTTTTCATGATTACTTGGCTTAGATTGGTTGTTGGACATCTTTTAAATTAAATAGTTGATCAATTGTTATTAGAATTATATATAGATCGATAAGTTAGTCCACATTATGCCTCAGTATGTACTTTATTTTCTGCTTCTATATAGCCAATAATGCTTGCATGAGTAAAGCCATTCTCACGTAAGTCTGTTAAGGCCGCAAGACCTTCTTCCTTGGATAACCCTATTAATAAAGGCCCACAAGTCTGGGGGTCTATTAGAATCTCTAACAATATATCTAGGGAGATATCGTTAGATGAATTTATTTTAATTAGAGACTTATCTAATAAATTCCAGGCAAGACGATTAGATATGGCTAAGCTACTCGTAAATCCACTTTTTATAAGTTCAAAGACCCCTGTAAAAGTTCTTATGGATAATGGATCTAAGATTGCAGTTAACTTTGAAGATCCTGAAGAAGAGGCTCGGTTATTGGTAACCCTTAACATCTCTCCTAGATGGCCTAATAATCCAAACCCTGTAATATCAGTTGCAGCATTAACTGAGTAGTGAGCAAGAATCTCAATTATTTTTGATTGACTTTCTTGCATTTCATCCAATACTGTATCAATCCATTCTGGTTTAGCTGCATTGACCATATCAGCAGCAAATAGAACACCTGTTCCAATAGGACGTGATAGGATTAAAATGTCTCCCTCTCTTAGATTGCCTTTAGGCCAGAAGCAGTTTTTAGCATACTGACCATTTATGGTTAGCGCCAACTGGACGCTTTCGGTCATGGGGTTAAAATGAGATTTTTCAAGAGGGTGGTTACTGAGAAATTGTTCCCGAGTCTCAATCGTATGACCACCAATTAAGTTAGTATTAGTAGGCGTTAATACTGAACGTACACCTTCGAGAGTATTTACTAAGATTTCTTCTTGTAATGATTCAGAAGTTTGTGGTACTGCTATAAAAACTTGGACGCTCCGTATATCAGCACCACAAGCCCATAAATCAGAGCAGGCATGTAAAGTGGTAATTCTTCCATTAAGCCACGGATCACTGATCAGTGCAGGAAAACCATCTACACTCTGTAACCAGCCACTGTCTTGAGTAATAGGGATTATCGAGTGAGCGTCTTCAAGGTTCAAGTCTATCCCTTGTAAGGTTGTATTCTTATTATTGTGAAGTCTTCTTAATGCAGTCTCAAGAGGAGCAGCTGCTAGTTTAGCAGCGCATCCATGACATGCCATAGAGTCGTTGACTTTACCTTTATATGATGGTCGATAAATTGACCTCATCATTGAGATCATAGGCTTGAGATTTGTAAATAGGCTTATGAATCTCATATCGATCTTACGCTTCCATCTCCATAGTGTATTATTGTAGTTGCATACAAAAGGACCTAATATTGCTAAAGCACTGTTCTTAGAATCGCCTAATAGTTGGAGAGCGTGATTTCGAGGTTGCCATTTATCTCGAGTATCATTGGAAATCATTCTACTAATATTACTTATCAACGTAGAACTCGCACGAACAGCCCAGACACCTGCAGGTGGTCTAGGCGCTTGAGCTACTATGCCGCAGTCTCCGGTTGCGAATATGTTGCAATATCCTACAACAGTAAGATCTTTATTAGTGATCACACGGCCTTGATTAGTAGTAGGTAAGTTGCTACTTGATAACCACTCTGGAACCTTACTACCAGTGCATGTTATAATAATTGAATCAGCTGGGTCTATTTTTCTGGGAATCTTTACATATGATACTTTGATATTATATTTTCTCAAATGCTCAAGGGTTAACTTATTTGCAATAATGGAACCAAGATCAATTCTTGGTTTAAATACCGATCTTGGATATGTACCTAAAAAAGGTAAAACTTGCACTTGAATACTGCTAGCTGGCCAACGAGTCTTTAGTGAAAATGCTACTTCTATTCCAGCCGCACCTCCTCCAATTACTGTTACATAATTTTTTTGGGGTACTCTTTCCAGCCAATCTAAAAATATCTCCAGTGGCTTAATAGATATGCATAAGTTGTTATCAATACAATCGAAATTTTGATTTCTCCCGCTTCTGATTAAGGTTTTCGGAACAGTTGTTAAGTTCGTTCCAGTACCGCCAGCGCCAACATCTAGACTTAATACATCCCAACGAATCGAGTGTTTTAAGGACTTATTCCTAATTAATTCTAACTCACGTTGCTCAGGATTAATATGAAGTATTTCTCCTTTAATAAACACTACACAAGCTAACCTACACAATCTGCGTAAATTAATTTCGCATTCTTGACGAGTATAAAAGTTTGCAATTAACCCAGGCAACATCCCAGAGTAGAGAGACTTACTATAAGGACTGATAAGTGTTATGAGTCCTGATGGACGTTTCCAAGGGTTCATTGCCCAGTATTTTAATAGTAAAACATGACTATGACCCCCACCCGCCAGTACCAGATGCTGCTTAAGCACTTCAAGAGTCATAGCCATAAGGATTAACTTGTTGCCAAGCCCATCCATCACGACAGATTTCTATCAAATCTCGTTTTGTAGCCCATCCTAAACGAGCTTGAGCCAGTGAAGCATCCGCAATTGTTTTCGGAGCATCACCAAAACGACGTACAGTAAACTGGTAAGGTACTTTTTGGTTGCATGTTGTTTCAAACGTAGATATCATTTCGAGAACTGATATACCTACTCCGCTCCCCAGATTTAGGGTTAACATTTGAGGCTTTTCATCTAACAAAACTTTCAAAGTTGTATAATGACCTTCTGCTAAATCCATGACATGAATATAGTCTCTAATACCTGTCCCATCAGAAGTTGGCCAATCTCTCCCAAATATCTTTAAGTGTGAACGACGTCCAGCAGCTACTTGTGTAATTAAAGGGAAGAGGTTATTTGGTATTCCACGAGGATCTTCACCAATCAACCCACTTGGATGTGCTCCAACTGGATTAAAGTAACGGAGTCGAGCAATTCGCCATCCTGATTCACTACCAGCTAAGTCCGCTAATAATTGTTCAACCGTAGCTTTTGTATGACCATATGGATTAATAGGTGCAATCGAGGCATCTTCCGGAGTTGGTGTTTGCCGTGGATATCCATATATAGTAGCACTACTACTGAATACAATCGTGCGGCAACCGTGAGCTGCCATCACTTTCAGAAGGGTGTGTGATCCATTCACGTTAACATCCCAGTAATATAGAGGGTGAATTCTAGACTCGCTGACTGATTTCAAACCTGCAAAATGGATAACAGCATCAATCGAAGAATATGATAACGCATTGGATGTATGAGCTACTGCAAATGCACGCTCTACATCAGACTCTATACAAATATCGCCTTTTATAAGTGTTAGATGATTCTGAGTACCTGCTAATTTTTCTACTCTTTTAAGAGATTCAGGAGAGCTATTGATGAAATTATCTATAACTATTAATCGATGTCCAGCTTCAAGTAATACTAAGCAGGTGTGGCTACCAATAAAGCCAGCACCACCAGTAATTAAAAGATTGGCCAAGTTAACTCGCTTAACTAGTGTTTGATCAATCTATAGACTGTAAACTAAAGTCTCATAGAAAAATAGGGTTATTGTCTATTAAATTGTTAAAGATCTTCTTATTATAATTTTATTCATGCATGGTATTATATCTTAACAGTAACGCAATGAATGAAGTGAAGAGATCATTAATGGATCCTATACAGATTCTCTAAATTCTCTAACTTTCGAGAACACTTAACATAGTTTAGAAGACATTTTCGGGGAGCTTACGTCAGACTGTTATTTGCATGGATAAATAAGTGTGAAGAGACTACAAAGTTTAAGGGGTCTAGTAGATCTATTGCCAGAACAAACCAGTCTATGGCAATTTATTGAGTCCATTGCTCGCACACATTTCCGCCGTGCTGGAGTTAATGAGATTCGTACACCGTTACTAGAGCCTACGGAGCTCTTTGCTCGAGGAATTGGTGAGAATACGGATGTTGTTAATAAAGAAATGTACTCTTTTACTGATCGTGGTGATCGGAGTTGTACGTTACGTCCCGAGGGTACGGCCTCTGTAGTCCGTTCTGCATTACAGCACAATCTTTTAAATCAGGGTTCTCAACGTTTTTGGTATTCTGGACCAATGTTTCGTTATGAAAGGCCTCAAGCAGGACGTCAAAGACAATTTCATCAGATTGGGTTGGAATTTCATGGGTATAGCGATCCTCTCAGTGACGTTGAGGCTATAGCAATAGCATGGGATCTCCTGATAGATTTAGGGATAGGAAGATTATCGCTAGAACTTAATACCCTCGGAAATGCGACAGATAGAATATTATACAGAAAGAAGTTATCAACTTGGTTACTTGATCATGTCAATCAACTCGATGAAGATTCTCGTCAACGAGTGCATACAAATCCTTTACGTGTGTTGGATTCGAAAGTACCTTCCACAAAAACTTTGTTAGTAGAAGCTCCGATATTAACTGATGAGCTGAGCGAAGAAAGCTATGAACGCTTTAGTCTGGTCCGAGAAGGTTTAGCAAATCTTGGTATACCTTTTATCATTAATCCACGTCTTGTTCGAGGACTTGACTATTACAATCATACTGCTTTTGAGATTGTTAGTGATCAATTAGGGTCACAATCTACTGTTTGCGGAGGTGGCCGTTATGATGGTCTAATTGAGCAATTAGGAGGATCAGATACTCCTGCCATCGGTTGGGCATTAGGCGTAGAACGGCTTGTATTACTACTGAATCAAAAGTCCATTGATCTAAAACCTTCAAGCTTGGACTTCTATATAGTTAATCAAGGTAGAATCGCTCAATCTGTAGCTTTAACTCTCGCTCAACAGCTACGTCAATTAGGGATTAAAGTAGAGTTAGATAATTCCGGAGCTGCCTTTAGCAAACAGTTCAAGCGGGCTCATAAGTCCAACTGTCTCAAGGCCATAATCATAGGGGATAATGAAGTCAACCAAAAACAGCTGCGGTTAAAAGACTTGCAGACAGATTTACCTGAGGAATGCTACAGTATAGAAGCATTTTTAAGCCAGGTTACCAAGTCGTTAGATAGTTGAGAAAAGTGTTGTCCACTAAATACAAAAAAGTTTCGAATTCGTAATCAATTGGAGAGCCTTAGTCTTTTATATATTGGACTAATACTCAAAGATCTTCAGCACAATGAGTTCAGTGAATGTTTATCTATATCAATGAGTACTATACTGCAATAGTAAGTGCTCAAGGTACCTGAAGTGTACTTTAAATACCTCAAGAGTACAGGTATTCTATTTTATTCTACAGATAATTATAAAAGTTAATTAGTTCAGACTTGTTGACGAGCGGACCCTTCGTGATGCATAATCGTGGGGTGGGATTTGTTCCACGTCGATTGCGGATGTAGCTCAGTGGTAGAGCATCTCCTTGCCAAGGAGAGGGTCGAGAGTTCGAATCTCTTCATCCGCTTAAGTATTTATCCTGTTTAATACTAGCAACTCCTGGTCACCTGTAGCAGTGAACCCTAGTTGCTTATAAAATCCACTGCTCTTAGTTGTCATAAGATATACCTTTTCTACATGGGATAATGTTGGTGTTGTAAGAATTGTTTCCATAAGTCTACGCCCAATACCTTGACTTTGCCACTCAGTAGATACAACAATATCCCACAATACAGCTCGGAATACACCATCGGTACTTGCTCGACCAAAACCTACTAGTTGACTGCCAATCCAGGCGCTAACAACTATAGTGCTATAGCTAAGTTTACGTTGTAAGTTACGCCGGCTACGCCCTGCTGCCCAAAAGCTATGTTGATCGAGTAACCTTTGCAATTTCCATAATGACCTAGTAGGTAGGAGATTTGGCCCCAAACCTAATAATCGCATCCCAATAGCTCCTGATCTATGTCTGATTATTTTCACCTTATTTTTAGGCACATTATTGATGTCTGCTACTCTCACTTATCTCAAAGTGCAAATCAAGTAAATCTTCCTATAAATTGTGATTCTTAGGCTGCATGAGAATTAATTCCTTGGATCTTTTTCTCTTTATTCATCAGTGATAACCTGAATGAAATTGATTGGCTCATTCAATGCTCAAGCTGCTGCTGGGTGATCCTAATGCTCGCAAGCTAAGGCGTTACCAGCCGATAGTCTCTGAGATAAATCTTTTAGAAGAAGAAATTATAGCATTATCTGACCATGAACTTAGGATTAGAACTAACGAGTTACGTACACAGATTCAAAGTATTATCTCTGTTTCTGCAGAACTACAGACTTTAAATCAGTGTCTACCAGAGGCCTTTGCCATAGTAAGAGAGGCAAGTAGAAGAGTATTAGGACTAAGGCATTTTGATGTGCAGTTAATAGGTGGGATAGTCCTGCATTACGGTCAAATAGCTGAGATGAAAACAGGTGAAGGAAAAACCCTAGTAGCTACTCTTCCTGCCTATCTCAATGCTTTGACGGGCCGTGGTATACATATGGTCACAGTAAATGATTATTTGGCTCGTCGAGATGCTGAATGGATGGGGCAAGTTTATAGATTTTTAGGACTTTCTGTCGGTCTTGTTCAGCAAGATATGTCGATAGTCGAACGATCTCAAAATTACGCTTGTGATATTACGTACATTACCAATAGTGAGCTGGGTTTTGATTATTTACGCGATAACATGGCGAACAGCACGACAGAGGTTGTTCAAAGAAGTCCCTACTACTGTATTTTAGACGAGGTTGACTCAATACTAATCGATGAATCTCGAACACCATTAATAATCTCTGGACAGGTGGAACGTCCTCAAGATAAATATCGAAAAGCTGCCGAAATAGCTACTATATTAAAACGCTCAGCAGAAATGGGAAAAGATGGTATTGATCCTGAAGGGGACTATGAGGTTGATGAGAAGCAAAGGAATGTAACTCTTACTGATGAAGGTTATGCAAAAGCAGAGAACTTATTAAAAGTTAAGGATCTTTTTAATCCTGAAGACCCTTGGGCTCACTATATAACAAATGCGCTTAAAGCTAAAGAACTCTTTCATAAAGATGCAAACTATATTGTTCGTAATGGTGAAGTTGTAATCGTGGATGAATTTACAGGTCGTGTTATGCCTGGACGTCGTTGGAGTGATGGACAACATCAAGCTATTGAAGCAAAGGAAAACGTAGAAATACAACCAGAAACTCAAACTCTTGCTAGTATTAGCTATCAAAACTTCTTTTTATTATATCCCCGTCTTGCTGGTATGACAGGCACAGCAAAGACCGAGGAGATCGAATTCGAAAAAACATATAAGCTTGAAGTAACTACTATTCCTACCAATCAACCCCGTTCTCGTATTGATTTCACTGATAAAGTGTATAAAAATGAAGAGGCTAAATGGCGAGCTGTCACGGCTGAAATCGTAAGTATACATAATACCGGTCGACCGGTATTGGTTGGGACTACAAGTGTAGAAAAATCAGAAATATTATCTGCCCTTTTGGATAAACACCAAATTTTCCATAATTTACTGAACGCAAAACCTGAGAATGTGGAACGAGAAGCAGAGATAATAGCCCAGGCAGGACGAGCTGGAGCGGTTACAATCGCTACTAATATGGCGGGCCGTGGTACGGATATCATACTTGGTGGTAACAGCGACTATATGGCACGCTTAAAAGTTCGAGAAACTTTATCACCTCGATTAGTAAAATTTGAAAAAGGACAGAAAGACCCTCTACCTATAACTAGTGCAAAGAAGAAAGAAAAGCCTACAGTAAATAATGCTTCCTCGGAAATAAGAAAACAAACTTCGGGTATGGTGATTGACACACCTTATCCTTGTTCTCTTCGGCAAGATACACAAGAAGCACTAAATAATCTAGCACAAAAATTAGTTCACCATTGGGGTGATAGAGCTCTTACACCATTGGAATTAGAAGATCGAATTGCTCAAGCTGCAGAAAAAGCACCATCACAAGATCCTCAGATTGCTGAATTACGATCGTTAATCTCTCGAGTAAAAACAGAGTATGACACTGTAGTAAAGTATGAGGAGCGTTGTGTCCGTGAGGTGGGCGGATTACATGTTATTGGGACTGAACGACACGAATCCCGTAGAATAGATAATCAGTTACGAGGTCGAGCCGGACGTCAAGGTGATCCCGGTAGCACACGTTTTTTCCTATCGTTAGAAGATAATTTGCTACGAATTTTTGGTGGTGAGAGAATAGCCACTCTAATGAACGCATTTCGAGTTGAAGATGATATACCTATCCAATCAAGTATGCTTACTCGCTCTTTGGAAGGTGCTCAAAAAAAGGTAGAGACTCATAATTATGATATACGCAAACAATTATTTGAGTATGATGAGGTAATGAATAAACAGCGTAAAGCAATATATTCTGAACGGCGCCGAGTATTAGAAGGGGGTGACTTAAAAAGACAAGTTATAGATTATGGAGAGCGTACGATTGAAGAAGTTGTAGACGCATATATCAACCCTGACATACCACCCACACAATGGAATTTATCTCAATTAGTAGCAAAAGTTAAAGAGTTCATCTTTATATTGGAGGACTTGACACCTGAGCAATTACAGGGATTCTCAATTGAGGATCTAAAAGCTTTTCTGCAGGAACAACTACGAAATGCATATGATCTGAAAGAAGGTCAAATAGAGCAATTACGACCTGGTTTTATGAAGATAGCTGAAAGGTTTTTCATTCTTCAGCAGATTGATACTCTTTGGCGAGAACATTTACAAGCAATGGATAGTTTACGTGAATCTGTGGGCTTACGAGGATACGGCCAAAAAGATCCTTTAATTGAGTATAAAAACGAAGGCTATGACATGTTCCTCGAGATGATGACGTTTATGCGTCGTAATGTTATTTACTCTATTTTTGTATTTCAACCTCAACCAAAAGAAGAATAGTACGATGGGGTTATCATGATAGAAAGTATATTTATATTCCGCCCTCCAAATTATGATTTTTAGGAGGCAAAGACTTCGATTTATGTTGAATTTCTTCGCTTAATCCTATCTCTTTACGTAATAGTTCAATAGTTGTAGTACCAAGATACTTATCGGTACAGTGGACTTGAGGAAGACGCATGAGTTGAGAGTGATTTTGACGGAGGCTCTGTTCTATCAATGGGAGACTAGGACGATCGCAGAAAACATGGTTAGAGGCTCTCAGCAATGCGACCAATCGGCTGTCTATATTGGGGGTGGTTGTCATTAACAATAGTTCATTTCCTCGAATACTGTGAAGAATTACTTCAGCCGCCCTGAGTACACCAGGGCTGATACTCACAAGACCAACACAGCTATCAGCTCGCATCTTTCTTAAAAGATCAAGCTCATTACGGAAATCATTGAGATCAACGGCTACAGCTCGCATTCCATACCGTTTGGCTAGTTCTTCTACTGGTTGAAGAAAGTAGCGACTTGTAACTAACGTACCACTATTCGAGTTTTTTATTACTAGCTCAAGTTCTTCTAACGGAACCACTTCAACAGGAACATCTAATGCTGGTTCTAATTCTTCAGCGATAAGGAGTGAGGCTCCAATATCCTCCTTGGGAGTACTCACTAATACCCGAGTACCACATCGCAAACGCCAGTCAATTTCTTCTATAAGTAATTCACGAGTTTTCTGTAACGTACATCCGGCCTTAAGTAAGTTATCTATACACTGACGAACTTCGTGATCCAAATCTAGAATAAGTTTATTACGTATTCCTACTATTCCCTTAATTTCTCGCGGTCTTTGTTGATCACGCACATATATCCCTGAACCAGCCATTGCTTCCACAACACCATCATTTTCCAGCTGCCTATAGACTTTACTAATAGTGTTTCGATGCAAACCAGTTTGCATGGCTAGTTGGCGAGTACTGGGTAGGCGATGGCCAGGTGGATAGTGCCTAGCCGCAATAGCAAAGCAGATTTGGTTATATAGCTGAGTCGATGCAGGAATATCGCTTTCCTGCTGAATGTGGAATCGCACACCGGTGGGCCAGGTTTGAATCTGGCCACCTTAAGGACCCTTTGAACCGGTGACAATTGTTATATCCGCTTACTCTGTTCTGTTAATCATATGTGCCAGATAATTTGGAGTTGTTTTCAATCGTTTGCAGTATCTGACGTGCTCGTTGGATTACTTTTTTCGGTACACCCGCTAAACGAGCTACTTCGATTCCATAACTGCGACTAGCACCACCGTCGACGACTTTATACAAAAAAATTAGATTATCACCTGTTTCTTCTACAAGTACTTGCAAATTTTTAATATTATGTGTAGTCGTTGCTAAGTGGTTTAATTCATGGTAATGAGTCGCAAATATAGTTCGTGATTTTAGTTCATTTGCTAGGTACTCTGCAACTGCAGATGCAATTGATAATCCATCAAATGTAGCGGTTCCTCGACCAATCTCATCAAGAAGAACTAAGGATGTAGGTGTCGCATGATGTAAAATGTTAGCTGTTTCTGTCATTTCCACCATAAATGTAGATTGACCTGCACTCAGATCATCAACTGCTCCTACTCGTGTAAAAATTCGATCAGTGAGTCCTACAATTGCACTGTCAGCTGGAACCCAACTCCCGACTTGAGACATTAATTGGATTACTCCAATTTGTCTCAGAAAACAACTTTTTCCACTTGCATTGGGCCCAGTTAGAATCGCAAGATCATCTCCGTTTCCAAGATGAATACTGTTAGGAATAAATTGTTTATTGACTAATAACTGCTCCACTACTGGATGGCGCCCTTGCTCGATCTTCAGTATTCTACTATCTACTACTTTTGGACAACAGTACCCTCTATTGGCGGCAAGTTCAGCCAATCCCGCTAAGCTATCTAAAATTGCTATTTTCCTGGCAACATTTCGTATACTGGTAGCATGTTCTCCTATTTTCCTGCGTAGTTCAACAAAAAGCTCATGTTCTCTCTGTTTCATGAGAATCTGCATTTTCAAGATTTTTGCTTCGCGGTCTTTTATGTCTGGTGTTATGAATCTTTCTTCGTTAGTTAGTATTTGGCGACGAATCCAGTGATCAGGCACTGAGACTGCCTTAGATCGAGTTACCGAAAGATAATATCCAAGGTTTTTGTGATATTGTAATTTTACATTAGGGTTTCCACTAGCTATTCGTTCTGCTTGCTCTTGTTTTTCCAGCCAAGTATTTTGCTCATCTAATTTGTTTCTTAGTGCATCTAAAACTGCATCAATCTTGGAGTTAATTAAGCCACCTTCTGTAATTAGTAGAGGAGGATCATTCACTAAAGTGTTATGGATTAACTTGACAAGATCGTCCAAGAGTGGATCCACATGATTTAGCTGCAAGAGCAATTCCGCTGAACAATTTTCCAGTAGTATTACCAATTGTGGTACCGATGCAAGACTATCAGCTAAATTGACCAAATCTTTGGGCGATGCTGTTCCCGCACTTGAACGTCCAGCTAATCTTTCTAAATCATTAATAGATTTCAAGAACTGTCTTAATTTTACACGCAAAGGTCTTTTACGGATTAACTCTCCTATTGTTTCTTGGCGTTGCTGAATTTCTTCTAAACACATCAGTGGAGCTTCAATCCAATGCCGTAAACATCGTCCTCCCATTGCAGTTAACGTTTGGTCAATACTCCATAACAGTGAGCCCTGGAATTCATTGCTACGTTGTGTTCTTACTAACTCTAAGTTTCGGCGAGTTTGTATATCCAAGATTAGTTGGTTTCCACTGAAATAAATGTTCGGTTTTTCCAAAAGTAAATTAGCCGGATAATCGGTAATCACTTCATCCATTCGTCGGGTTGTGTTAAGATAGTATACAAGACCGCCAGCTGCACGTAAAGCTAGAGGTAAGTCTTTGAGTCCTAGCCCTTCTAAACTGTTTAAGTGAAATGTTTCGAGTAACGTTGTCTCTGCTTGTGGTCTTTCAAAAGGTGTACGTAATAAATGGGTCAACCATAAATTCTCAGGACACCACTGCGGTTCTTCTTCGCCTGACCAAAGAACTTCTGCCGTCTCTAACTGCGCTAACTCCTGAAATAATTTATCGAGACCTGTTCTTTCCGTAACTCTAAATTCACCTGTACTTACATCTGCTATTGCTAGACCCCAATCTTTTTCATGCAACACTACTGAGACCAACCAGTTATTTTGCCGTGATGGGAGCATCCCTTCTTCAATTATCGTACCCGGTGTGAATACTCTAGTAATTTCTCGTCGAAGTAGAGCTCCTTTACTTGGACTTGTTTCCATTTGGTCGCACAAGGCTACAGTTAGTCCGTGCTTAACTAACTCTTTGCAGTATCGTTCCATTGCGTGATGTGGAACGCCTGCCATTGGAACACGACCAATCTTCTTTCCGCTATCCTTGCTAGTTAATGCAAGTTCGAGTAAGATGGATAACTGGATGGCATCCTCAAAAAAACACTCAAAGAAATCACCCAGTCGATACATTAATATTTGATTGGGGTGAGCTCTCTTGAGTTCAACATAATGACGCATTGACGGTGTTAAATCTTCTATATTTACCAATGAGTGGTGATTCCAATCAGATTTCTTAGTCAAGCTTGTCCTGTTAAACACTTAGTTAAGCATACATGAGCTTAATCATACAATTTTAATATCTTTAGATCTATTCACATTATTTTTCACCATCCAAGCAAAGATAAACAACGTACTTACAGCACAATCGTCACATGATTAGTCTTAATAGTCTCATTCAATTACGCTAAGTAGCTATTGTCGTAAGAAAATTCGTTAATAATTCATCAATTAACGCTTGTCAGGTATCCAAAACTGTAATAGTATTCTTAACTTGCTTTACCATTTCTTAATTGGTTCTTCATTGAAATTAGAAGTTAAAGAAGTTAAGTCTCGCTCAAGAATCGTTGCAGTCCAGTAATGAATAGCTTAGGTTCAGTGGAGAATTTCATCAAATCCTTATACAAGTAGTCTCAATCTCCCAACGTAATACCAATTGGTATTGTTAACGCGATATTCTACTAGACTAACTCCCACAACATGTGAAGCAACTCTGGATGGAATATGCTGATCCTGACTTGTCATGGGAGAATTAGGCTACTGCCCGCCCCGGCCTTCTAGGACCATGCAGATCATCAACACACTAACCGTTTTGGCCCTGGTAGTAATGTCTTTTGCCTTGATCGTAGCAGTGCCGGTGCTCTATGCTTCTAGCGAAGACAGCGGCCGCTCTAATCGACTCATTTTACTGGGAGGATTCGCTTGGATAGCCTTAGTGCTATTGAATTGGGGAATGAGCTTTTTTGTTATCTAAATCTTGTTAATAGCTTTTGTGGCACATTCTCCTAATGTTGTCGGCGTACTTGTGGTAGTATTTCCAGGCCATATCTGTAAAACTACTGGGTACGTTCATTAAGTGTTCAATCTACTAGGTTTATGCAGGGTGTTTATTTCGCTAGTCCAGGTAAGTTAGTATAAATATGACTCAAGAAAACTTGAATCATATTTAACCATCCAATATACTACCATCTCTATTGCTCTTCTCATAGGTGGACAACCCTGAAACCCTTATTCCATCGAGGAATAACCGTAAACCTATCAGTGATAGCATTTTATATAATCGCATTTGTTAACTGTTACCCTTTCATTTTATCTCACTTTAAATTATTGTCTAGGTTTTTGCATTTCACATTTGGATTGACGTTGATATGCAGTTTGTCATCTTCTACGGATCATTAAAAAAGCGGTCCCGATGTAATCGGGACCGCTTTTTTAATGATCCGTAGAAGCCTAAGGCTTTACTATTAAGCAGACCCAACACCTGTATAGGCGCCGTAAAAGAATAATCCTACAACAAAAATTACAGCCATCCCGCCAGCTGTAGCTACCAGCCAAAGGGGCAAAGCACCTTCAGTCCAGCGAGATCTCCAAGCTACGGCTGGGCGACCATCAGGAAGACGATCTGGAATACGCCCATCAGGCAAGCTTGATTTTTTCGTACTCATTATTTCAGGCTCCCTAAATCAGTTGAAGAAGTAACTAGAAAACAATACACCGGTCACAAAAACCAACAGTAGTCCTAAGTAAAGACTAGTACGATTCAGTTCAACCGGTAAGTTGTTGGGATTAGGGTTGCGCTGCATAATTAATTCAACGACGGATGAACTGCATGGCTGCTAGACAGCCCAGGAAAAATACTGTGGGTACCCCTAACGTGTGCACGGCAAGCCACCGTACAGTAAAAATCGGGTAGTTCCGAGGTGTATTAGAGACTGGTGTTTGGGTCATGGTTTATTGCAAGCGCAGATCGAGTTGAGTCTTACCCTCATAACGCTGGCTTACTACCGGCGCCTTACTTTCTTGGGCTTGGAAATAAGCATCGGGACGTGGGGTACCAAAGGCATCATAGGCCAAGCCTGTAGATACGAACAAAAAACCAGCGAGAAAAATTGCTGGCAATGTCACGGCATGGATAACCCAGTAACGGATGCTCGTGATGATTTCGAAGAACGGACGTTCTCCTGTGGAGCCGGCAGCCATAACAAAGGGCAATTCAGCTGACTGATTTTAGGGGTAGCAACCCTCATTACGAAGAGTGTCTGGAGTGTTGGTTACACAGGGATGCATTGAGAATGAAAGTTGATCTATAAGCTTGTTTCTTGTTTCTTAACCAGTAAATGACCTCTTTCTCCCAACACAAAACCTTTATCGTGGTTGATAAAGAGAATTCGAGTAAAGTTACTTGGCTCAGCTAAACCAATAGGATCTTTCTCCCAGGTCCTACCATCATCTTTACTTTTCAATAAAGTTCCATTTCCACCTCCAAGCCATATAACATCGTTATCATCCCAGCTCATATCTAAATACCCATAACCATTAGTTATAGGAATAATGGGCTTACTCCAACTTTCTAAATCGTCACGAGAATTATTAAAACGAACTTGAGCTCCTCTCGTTATCATCCATAATTTACCATCTGGCTTATAGCCAATAGTCTGTAATCGTTGGCTACTCACTCGTTGGTGAACTTGCCATACATCTTGACCAGGAGCCCAGGTTGCGAAGAAATTACCTAAGCTACTTACGCTGACGTAACTACCATCCGAACCTCGTCTTAAATCTCGTACAGTACCAGCAGCATCATTTACATTTGCTTGCCAGCTCTTCCCACCATCACGAGTCTCGTATATAGCCCCTACGTTAGTAGCAAGCTCAGCATGATTATCTCCTAAAGCTGTAATTAAATATGGTTCTCCAGGTAGCTTATTATCTAAAGATAATAGAGTCCAATCGCGACCATTATTTGTTGTGTGCAGAACAAGACCTGGTTGGCCAGCAATCCAACCTTCTTTATCTTTAAAACTGATGCTGATTAGCCGAAATTTTTCCTCTTGCGATAGATCTAGCGATCTTTCTGACCAAGTTGTACCTCCATCATTGGTTTCTAAGATTAACCTATTAGTGCCTACTAAGAATCCGTGCTTGGAATCTGTGAAGGCGATATCAAGAGGATTATAGTCTGTGTTTAAGTCTATGGGAACCCACGGACTACTTGTTGCAATAGGTAATCCGGTGGTGACGCAACCTGTTAGCCCGAGAGTTAGACTAAATACAAACAATAGACCTAACGAGGATCTAATAAACGAAGCTAAAGATTGTTTCATCAGCGCAGAGAATAGAGTGAGAGAAAGAAAGCAAACGCTAGTGCAAAGCCACCAAAAATCAGAACATTTTTTTGTCCAGGCGTTAGCCGATTTACACCTAAACCGTAATTCAGGTTCTCTTCAAAGCCACTGGGCTTGTTTCGATCACCAATATCTTTGAAAGCACCAATCTTGCTACGACACACTGGACAGCGAAAACTAGCCTGGTCGAGTTCAATGAACGGTGTACCAGCTGCGATACCAAGTTTCTTGATACCCTCCGTAGGATCATAAACATACCCACAAGCTCGACACTCAAATCGATGGGTACGAATTTCGTCTAACGATACAGACTCGGGCTTGATACTCTTACCCTTAAGAGTATCATTGGATAACAGCTCCTCTCCTTGATCGAATTGGTTTACTGGCATCGTCTTAGCCGGTTGTGGCTCTAATTCGTCTCTCACCTGCCCTTAGCTGGAGTCGCACTAACTCTATCGATGGTGGTTTGTCTATTGGGAATTATTGAGTTCTTGAGTAATTAGGCAAATTTGTGGCGTTTGACATCCTTACCATTGTCCAAATTAGACAACAAATGGAAAGAGGTGCCAGACTCACTAATAGATTTGGTTCACCCATAATGTTTGTTTTACCTGGTTACGATGCCTTCTTAGGATTTCTATTAGTGGCGCTAGCAGTACCTATTTTAGCACTGCTAACTAATCAAACGATAGCTCCTAAAAGCCGTAATGGAGAGAGGGAGTTAACTTACGAATCCGGGATGGAGCCTATTGGAGGTGCTTGGATTCAGTTTAACATTCGTTATTATATGTTTGCCTTAGTGTTTGTTATTTTCGATGTAGAGACAGTCTTTCTCTACCCCTGGGCTGTTGCCTTTAATCGCTTGGGACTCCTAGCATTCATTGAAGCACTAATCTTTATCTCTATACTCGTCGTCGCCTTAGCTTACGCATGGCGTAAAGGCGCACTTGAGTGGAGTTAACTTGATTTTTTATGAACTCTTTACCTGTTAACGATACTTCTAGTATCGTCCCTTCGATAGAGGCTCTGCGTGACTTCCGAGCCGCTAATTGCAATCCGGTTTCGGTCCCTCGGGTTACCAACGACCTTTCTGAGAATATTATTTTAACAAGTCTCGATGACTTACATAATTGGGCAAGACTTAGCAGTCTTTGGCCCCTGCTTTATGGTACGGCATGTTGCTTTATTGAATTCGCAGCTTTAATTGGGTCTAGGTTCGATTTCGATCGTTTTGGACTAGTCCCTCGTTCTAGTCCAAGACAAGCTGATCTAATCATAGTCGCAGGTACTGTGACCATGAAGATGGCTCCAGCGTTGGTCCGGTTATACGAACAAATGCCAGAACCTAAGTATGTTATTGCAATGGGTGCCTGCACAATTACAGGAGGTATGTTCTCGGCTGACTCTACTACAGCTGTACGAGGTGTAGACAAGCTAATACCAGTAGACCTTTATTTACCTGGTTGCCCACCGCGGCCTGAAGCTATTTTCGATGCTGTGATTAAACTCCGTAAGAAAGTAGGAAACGAAACATTAGTCGAGCGTGGAAAATTAGCACCTGTTCATCGTTATTTCACCGTAACTCACAATATGAAGCGGGTGGAATCCGTTGTTACTGGAAAGTATCTTCGTGCTGAGACTCAACAGAGAGCTCTCCAAGCAGGGAAATCTCGGTCTATTGACTTGAGGTCCAAGGCTTTTGCAGATACTGCTACCACATCTGACACCTCCACATCCTTCTGAAAGAAATTCAAAGGCTGACTAAAAATTATGGCTGACGCTTCTGTAATTCCCATCTCTACAGATCAGGATGAGACCACGGCGGAAAAAGTATTACCCCCTGGCCCCGTAAGCCAGTGGCTAACAAGTCAAGCTCTGAAACATGAACCTCTTGCATTTGATATTTTAGGTATAGAAATAATAGAAGTAGACCCACCCATTTTACCCCTAATTGCTAGAGCACTAAAGACGAATGGATTTGACTACTTACAATGCCAGGGCGGATACGATGAAGGTCCAGGTGGTAATTTAGTCAGTTTTTATCATCTGATCAAATTAAGTACAGTAGCGGACAAATATTTAAGCTCAAAATCGGTCCCATCAAACAAATCTCTTGAGGAAGTTCGTTTGAAAGTTCTATTACCTCGAGATGGTAATTTATCTGTACCGAGTCTGTATAGCCTATTTCGTGGGGCTGATTGGCAAGAGCGCGAGACTTTTGATATGTTTGGTATAAGCTATGATGATCACCCACACCCAAAACGGTTGCTTATGCCAGAAGATTGGAAAGGTTATCCATTACGAAAAGATTATATTCAGCCTGATTTCTACGAGATGCAGATGGCTTACTAACTCTTAGGAAGTTATGAAGATAGGTAAATACTTTTCATCTCTTAAATATTATGATATTCACTCGTTGTGAGTGCATGATAAAGTTTTCTGTACAGATATAATCATATAGTTGATATTTCGATATTTTGTTTCGTAATCTAGTTCAAGTGTACTTGGCTTGACAAAGGTCCTCATTTAAGAATTTGTCTTATCCACTAATCCATACTACTTTTATTGGTGTTAGGTAATTAGTTTATATACAGTTGCTCGAATCGATAACATTGACGTTGCTTTCTCGTGTTGCAATTAACATTACGTCTCATTTAACGCTTCCAAGGCCACAGCTGCGATCATCTGATCACTAGCTTTAGGTAACTGAACGTAGCGGCCACCAGCAGCCTCGGCCAAATCTTTCCCCATTCCACTACCTATAAACTTCCTTTCAGTATCAATCACTAATAATTTTATACCTAAGGAGCGATAACGAGAAGCCACATTTTTTACTTCTTCTTTCAAGTCAACAGGTTCTTCACCTTCTATTTGTATTTGGCCTAGAGAACGTCCTAAAGATACGTTACCTCTACCATCCGTGATAGCAACCACTATTACTTGACCTAGATCACCAGTGGCCAAGGCATTGATTCCTACTCGTGCAGCTTGAGTAAGACCATGAGCCAGCGGCGATCCACCGCCACAAGGCATTTGTTCAAGGCGTTTCCTTGCCGCTGTAATTGATCGTGTAGGCGGTAATAATACTTCAGCTCTTTCTCCTCGAAAGGGAATTAGTGCAACTTCATCACGGTTCTCATATGCTTCTGTCAGTAAACGAATAACAGCACCCTTTGCACTTTCCATTCGGTTTAAGGCCATGGAACCACTGGCATCTACTAGGAAGACTACTAACGCACCTGCTTTACGCTGTAACTGTTTAACTCGTAAATCACCTTCCTTAACAATTACAGTACGAGTAGGATCTTTCTGTCGTCGTATCTTTTGATATGGTGCCGCTGCCCTTAATGTAGCATCTACTGCAATTCGACGGACCGGACCACGAGGAAGGGTTGGTTTAATATATCTTCCACGACTTTCACTTATAATTTTAGTACGACTTCCACTGCCCCCTTTCTTGGATTTAGTTGATGAGAATAGCAGTAAGTCGGGATCCACATTTGTAATGTCTGGACTCAATAAAAATTCCTCAGGAATTTGTGGAGGTAGTTCTTGTTCAGAGTTATCTTCTTGTTCATCTTGATCGTTATCATCGTTAGTATCGTTATTATTGTCAGGCTGTTCAGCCTCATCTTGCGAAGGTGGGGATGGTGGGGACGAGGCCTGCTCCGGTTCTTGAGGTGGAACTTGTAAAGCTCTAGGAGCAATGACTAGTCGCACTGCTATTTCAAGGTCACTGGATTCGACCGAATTACGGTTATTTAATGCTGCATGAGCTTTTGCAACCCGTACCGCATATAATTCTGAACGGTGTCCCTCAACACCACCGCGGATTGCTTCTGTGACTAAATAACGAATCTGATTACGACTAATGTGAATGTTTGTTAACCATTGCCGCGCAAGCAATAGCTGGGTTGCTATTGCTTCAGTCTCTTCAGACCAGAGCGTTCGAAATTTATCAATATTCTCATTATAAGCCAGCACTGAAGATGTTATTTGCACTCTTTCTTCTACACTTAGTAATTGATTCGCTGAAAGGACCATTGCGAAGCGATCTAATAAATGATCGCGGATAGTGCCTTCTTCCGGGTTATAGGTGGCAATTAATAGACATTTACAAGGATGTGATAAACTCAAACCCTCACGTTCAATCTGATTTTCCCCAGACCCAACCGCAGCTAATAGTAAGTTTACAATATTGTCCTCCATTAAATTTAATTCATCAATATATAATACCCCTCTATGCACTTCAGCTAATAGACCTGGCTGGAAAATAGTTTTGCCACTGGATAATGAGTTTGCTACGTCTACTGACCCAACCAATCTATCTTCTGTTACACCTAAAGGAATTTGAACGAATGGAGTGGGTATTACCTTTGTTGGTAATATGCGTGTAGGATAAACATTACCATCTCTACGCAGTTGAGTAATCTTATGATGCGTAGCATTATCCCACTCATCAGGTCTCTGTGGATCGTTATTGAGACTATTCTCTAACACTTCGATGGAAGGTAACAACGCATGTATACCTCTTGCTAGAACAGATTTGCCCGTACCTCTTCCACCAGCAATAATTACACCACCCAAGCAAGGGTCTACAGCTGCCAATAGTAAAGCCAGTTTAAGAGTAGTATGCCTGGCAATAGCAGCTAATGGAAAAGCTCGGTCTGCCACACTACTCGCATGGGAATTTAACGCGGGTTCGCTTGTAACCATAGCGAATCGTTAACTTTTCTCTAGTCATAGCAGTCTCACTGATCGCCTTTAGATAGGTCATACTTTGAAATCATCTCATTCGCTTATTATATAAACCGAGGAATTGTCAATAAGCTCTTACCATAATCATGGAGAACACTTACTAAGAACCTTTAAGTTAATAGATGAATAAAGATAGCTTAAGACTGTGCAACTAGTGTTTCACGGTACGACTTAATGTCAAATCTGACTAAGCTGACATTGGGAATTGCATTGGGGGCTAATTTGAATAGCCCTCTGGATACACTACTAGGATTGCGGTCATTACTTACTTTAGAGTTAAGCAATTGGTCATCTTTAATATTAGTAACTCGATGTAATGAAGGATATCTATATTGGTCCCCATTATTTTACACAGAGCCCATTAAGACATCATTAACCCAACCGCCATATCTTAATGCCATTTTAGTCGTAATACTCTCCGTTCCTTTAACATCATTATCTATTCAACTGTCTCAGGCCCAAAACCTACTAAATCGATTGCAAAAGCTAGAGAACTTGTTTGGACGACTTCACTTAGAGCATTGGGGTTCACGTACCCTAGATTTAGACTTGCTTTGGTATGGCAATTTACAGTTTACTTCGCTTACTATAACTCTTCCTCATCCTCACTTATTAGAACGAGGTTTTGTATTAAGTCCTCTTACTGCAACATTCTCTAACATTGTCTTTCCTCTAAAATACCAAAGATTCGATGAATCCCTAAAAGAAATAATATCCATCGATTTTGGGAAAGCCCCCAAAGCTCTCAATACCGCCTTAACCTGGCCTGACACAGTTTAGTAAATATGGTTAGTAAATAAGTTAAGTATATGGGACACAAATTCTAAGCTAGACTAAGTTGCTTATATTAAATTGTTTCCTTATTATAATAATTCGATTTATCCTCACATTGTCGGATATGTGGCTAGAGTCTATATATCAAATCAGGTTCATACTAAAGTATGAGTCAAAGCTATATATAGCTTTATTTTTATTTCCCACTAAATGATTGGCTGTAAGCGAGAGAATCTTCACTCCGTTTAAAGGTTTGCAATGTCTCTCAATTTGTCTAATAAGAAGATCTTAGTTACAGGAATTGCAAACAGTCGGTCAATTGCATGGGGAATAGCCCAACATCTTAAGGCAGCTGGGGCTGAGTTAGCTATAACTTATTTTCCAGATGAAAGGGGACGTTTTGAAAAGAAAGTCCGTGAGTTAACATTACCTTTGAACCCCACGATTTTTTTACCTTTAGATGTCCAAAACTTGACTCAAATTGAATTTTTATTTAAATCTGTTGAAACAAAATGGGGGCACCTGGATGGTATGGTACATTGTTTAGCGTTTGCTGGAAAATCTGAATTATCAGGTGACTATAGCAGTATAACTCTTGAAGGGTTTAGTCGTGCTCTTGATATTAGCGCCTATTCTCTGACGTCACTATGTCGTGTTGGGAAGCCTTTATTATCTAACGGTAGTAGTATTATTACTCTTACTTATCTTGGTTCTGAAAGAGCTGTCCCTAACTATAATCTAATGGGTGTAGCGAAAGCAGCATTAGAGGCATCAGTCCGTTATCTTGCTGCTGAGTTAGGGCCCGAAAAGCAAGTACGAGTTAACGCGATCAGTGCCGGCCCGATTAGAACACTCGCCAGTTCCGCAATTGATGGGTTTCTTGATATGATTCACAATGTAGAAATGAAGGCACCCCTACGTCGTACAGTAACTCAGGACGAAATCGGTGGTACAGCTGCCTTCTTGATGAGTTCCTTATCAAGTGGTATTACGGGTCAGGTAATTTATGTAGATGCTGGTTATTCCATAACTGGGATATAATTTCAACGTTGACATTAACCAAAGACGACGTTATGCGTACTGGTAAAGTCCATCGAATAACAGGAGAAACTGATATCAGAGTTAGTGTTAACCTTGATGGTACTGGCAAATGCAATGTGCAAACTGGTATCCCATTTCTTGATCATATGTTACATCAGCTCTCAAGCCATGGTTTATTAGATCTAGACATCCATGCTACTGGGGATATCCATATCGATGACCATCATACGAATGAGGACGTAGGTATTACATTGGGTCAAGCCTTAGCCCAGGCTTTAGGAGATCGGAGTGGTATTCAACGTTTCGGTTACTTCAGTGCACCTTTAGACGAAGCCTTGATTCAAGTAAGCCTAGATTTTTCGGGAAGACCCCACTTAAGTTATGATTTAAAAATACCAGGTCAAAGAGTCGGCAATTATGATACAGAGTTAGTTAAAGAGTTTTTTGTTGCTTTATCTAATAACTCTTTAATGACCATTCACATCCGTCAGCTGGCTGGAGTAAATTCTCATCATATTATTGAGGCTTGTTTCAAGGCCTTTGCCCGAGCACTCCGTAATGCAATAGAAATTGACCAACGTAGGTCAAATCAAATACCTAGTAGTAAAGGGGTTCTTTAGATTAACCTAGTAAAACTTTACTTATGTTAGATAGCATTTACTAAAGGTAGTTATTGTTTATAGTGTTAAGGCTATTTTACTAGCATCACTACTGCAGTAAAATATGAACTAAAAAATTCAAGGTTTACAAAAAGATAAAACTTAGTCTACTTATTATTAGGAAGTTTAGCAAATAGTAGACTAGAAGGATTGTGGTTACTTTTATAAAGTTAGCGTGGTTAGTTCATTTTAGGAAGGATAATACCAGAAGTATTGCACTCTTCAATTTTTCTTAACATAGTACTAAAAATCAAGATCAAGCATCTAAGAATTTTATGAATATGTTAAAGGTAGAGGCACGTAATTGACTATTAATCACTATCTAACTTAAGAACAGGATAACTGGTACCCAAAAGGACTATAATGTATCCAATTGACATTGCATCTTTTGGCAAGAGAGAAATTTCCTCTATAGTAAATTGTTCTTACACCGCAAGAGCTAGTATGGGCTGGCCGAATTACTAAATACGCATAGTTACCATTTGCACGTCAGACTCGAAATTACTGAAAATCTAGCTATCTAACGCATGAATACTTGAAGTCAAATGACAGATTGCAGCTTTTCTGTTTGCATTGATTTTATACTTCCATTTGTGAAATAAATAACTATAATGTAAAGATGCTTTGAATTCTATTTAATGTATATCCTCCATACGGACTATGGTGTACCCATGATAAATGATTGCCTTACCAGGTTACTTTTAGAGAGGATCTTGGATTCTGGGCTTCTGTTATAATCTCGCTTAACGAGAATAAACTAACTAATTCTAGACCCTGTTCTTCGATATTTGCTTTTCCCCCTTCTTCTCGATCAACAATCGTGATTATTCTTTCTACTATATAGCCAGCATTACGCAGTTCACGAGTTGCTTTTAATGATGAAGTACCTGTTGTTACAACATCCTCTAACAAAGTAACTCTGCTACCAATTCGAGGTAATGGACCTTCTAGTGAAGAACAACTGCCATGCCCTTTAGGACTTTTTCGTACTATTAGGGCATCCAATCTTCTTCCTCTTAGAAAAGCTGCTTGAGCAACTCCGCTTACCAATGGATCCGCACCAAGAGTCAATCCAGCTACTACTGCTGCTTCATTCTCAACTTCTTCAAGCATTAAATTCGATATTAACACTAAGCCATTACTACTCAAGCTAACAGGTTTACAGTTTACGTAATGATGACTAACCCGCCCTGAACTGAGTGTGAATTGACCATAGCGATAAGCTACCTGAGACAATTGTGCTAGCAATAGCGATCGGCGATCAGCGTTTCCAGGGCATAAATCGAAAAGGAATTGACTAACCATAAATAAAAACGATTCCCTTAAAAATACTCAAGTTGATTCTCGGATAGTGTTTTTCTATTTTCTTTGATCTATATTTTCAGACTTACTTAACTGCTGAACTAACTTTTAATTGATCCTTTTATCAATGCGAAATACTCATGTAAGTCTGAACTTAACTAATCCATTCATATTAATGACATTCATAGAAAACTATCTGTAACGAATCATTATTTTTTCAGCTTAAAAGATCGCAGACTTATTGAAAAACGTTCTTAGATCTTTACCCTTTGCAGTGCCTGTGGTAGAACTTTCTGCGATAACGCTGAAAAGCATTATCAACTGGGGGTCTAGCAATCTGGTGAATGCAGCGAACTCATAATTCGCCTAAGGCGAGTTCGATCCTCGCGGCCCCCATCTGCTTTTGCTGCAAATTATCAACATAATACGCCCTTTCTGATGCGTTTCCTTATTGTGGGCGTATTACTATTCTTGGCAGGGTTTTTCACTTCAGCTGAGTTTTCGTTAATCCGCCTAAGACCCACTCACGTTCAAGTACTAGAAACCGATGGTATCCCTGGTGCTAAATCAATTCAACGATTACAAAAACGTCTCCGACGAGCTATTGTCGCTAGTCAATTTGGTACCACACTTGCTCTAATATCAGTAGGATGGACTGGCCATAGTATTAGCGTATATTGGATTGTTGATTATGGTCTTACTTCTAGGGAGACATTAATAAATATAGTGTTGTTTTCGTTCTTAGTTTTATTCTCAGTTTTACTGGGAGGACTCCTTCCTAAAGCTTGGGTACTATACCGTCCAGAAGCATCAGCTTTAAAGCTAGCTCCTATCCTGGAGTCAATTATACATACACTATCTCCTCTTTTCTCTTCTCTTGAACGTATCGTTAGTTTAATATTATACATCCTAGGACTTCCAACTAAATCAGAAGCATTAGTACCGGTCCTATCAGCAGGTGAACTAGAGAGTCTAATTGAATCTGGAAATGTTACTGGTCTGATGCCAGATGAACGCAATATAATAGAAGGGGTTTTCTCACTAAGGGATACACAAGTAAGGGAAGTTATGGTGCCTCGATCGGGAATGGTTACCTTACCGATCGAAGTAACTTTTGCAGAAATGATGGAGGCAGTCCATGATACCAATCATGCTCGTTTCCCAGTAATCGGTCAATCATTAGATGATGTCCGAGGAATTTTGGACTTACGCCGTCTCGCTGAGCCTATAGCTCATAACCAGTTACATAGTGATACTCGGTTAGCACCCTATGTAACGCCAGTATTACGAATACAAGAAAGCTCATCGCTTGCTGATTTAATGTCTGTTATTCGAACTGGTCAACCAATATTAATTGTAGTTGATGAACACGGAGGAACTGAGGGATTAGTAACTGTTGCGGATTTGACTAGCGAGATTGTTGGAGAAGATGATGAAAATGGATCAAGTGATCCGGATCTACAATTATTAAGTGTTGGACATTGGTTGGTGGCTGGTGACTTGGAAATTTTTGAACTTAATCGGCAATTAGGAATCCAGTTACCTGAGGCTGAAGGACATCATACTTTAGCTGGATTTCTACTGGAACAGCTTCAACATATTCCATCCCCTGGAGAAAGTATTCGGTTTAATGGTAACAAGTTTGAGATTACTTGTATGGACGGTCCTCGCATTGAACGAGTTCAAATAACATTCCCGCTAATAGATTCTAATAAGGATAGCAATAATTCTCCTGAAAGTTAACTACTTCCTTGAATGAGTAATTTTCTATTCGCTGACATATTTATAGTTGCAACAGGATGGTACTATTCTCTTGATAGGTTTCATTTGAAGTAGTAATTTTATCTATCGATATCACCATCTAGAGAAGAGATAAAATAAGAGCACAGTTAAGAAATCCCATAATGTGCGATATACTTTCTCTTTATCCGAGTAATCATATAGTATATAATGAGAATAAGGAAAAATATTAAAAACTAATCATTCTATACGGAATATCAATGTCCATATCTATTAAACTTTATTCCACTCTGCACCGGTAGTGGTCAAATTATCATATTAAATATGGAGATCGTAATGGTGGTAGGCTTTAACAAGAAACATAAGACAATAAGAGAATAGTTATGGTTAGCTATTTTTAATACTGCCGGTATTCTATGAGCATTAGGATTGAAAAGTATTCAAGTTATTAGAAATCCCAATATTGAGTTATTATACAGCCTACTCAGCTATGATAAAATTTATCATTAGAGGATAGGATTCATTGGAAGTCGTCCCAGTAAGATGAAAATTCTCCTAAAGCATTTCCTACAAAAGTTGCCTAGTTTGAATTTAGTGTCTGCTGCCTATACCTATCACTATCAATTTACTGAGCGATGCTTTTGCTTCAAAAATATAGACTAACCGTAAATCCACATCTTGTTTTAGTTGCTCTAGCATTACCTTATCAAGAACGTTGGATACGTTATATGTATGTTCAAAGCTAAAGCTCTGGTATTCACATGAGTGCAAGCGAAAGCTTTGATATCTGAGCAAGCATAAAAAAAGGGCCCCTCTATGAATAGGAGCCTGTCATCGAGAATGGTTATACTGATTGATCAGAGAACTGTCACGATGGAATCGCCTATCGGTTCTCCCAGCGTTTATCTGAGAAGAGAAGTAATCCTTAATGAGAAATGTTAGGGTGCAGTAAGGCTGAAGTTTTGCTGATCAACGAAAACCCACAGAGGCCTGCCACACAAAAGCCAGTAAGAGAAAGAAAACGGGAATGATTGGTAAAATATCTACTAGGGGACCGAAGGCCTGATAAGCCTCAGGAAGCTGGGCCAGCAGGTCGAGTGAGAAAGCGGCCATCCCTTGGTGCAAGTCAAATCGCTGTTCGAAGTTACCACGTATGAGCCGCTGGAGAGTCATTCTTCCAAGGAGCGAAATCCTCCGAAAAACAACCATCGTGTATAGCTTGTGCCATAGCAGTAGTAAATCGAATCAATACGGTTAAATTGTGTAAGCTTAAAAGTGTTACTCCTAATAACTCATCACTTCGCACTAAATGATGAAGATATGCTCGGCTTAGATATTTACATGCTGGACAAGGACAACCTTCTTCTAGAACTGTATAGTCTTCGCGAAAACGGGCGTTTCTTAAATTCCAGCGATCTCCCTTGACGAGAGCCGTGCCGTGACGTCCTAATCTTGTGGGTAATACACAATCAAATAAATCAATTCCATTAGCAACCGCTATATTCATTTCAGGTAAAGTACCAACACCCATTAAATAACGGGGCTTTTGCTTCGGTAGAAGTGGTGTTACCTGGCTTATGATTCTATGTATTTCATGTACTGATTCTCCTACACTAACTCCTCCTATAGCATTTCCATGTAATTCCAATTCTGTAATCTCTTTTACACACTTTTCCCTCAAGTGTAAAAAGCAGCCTCCTTGGACTATCCCAAATAGTGCTTGATTCTTGTTATCATGTATGGAGATACACCGTTTAAGCCACAAATAAGTTCGCTCGCAAGCTAATCTCATCGCCTCTTCATTTGCACTAGGCGGCGGACACTGATCAAAAGCCATTGCAATATCAGCGCCTAATGCCATCTGTATACGTGTAGCCTTTTCAGGAGTAAGCTCAACTTTACTTCCATCACGGGGAGATTGAAATATCACTCCGCTATCATTAATAGTATTAATATTACCTAGGCTAAATACTTGGAAACCCCCAGAATCAGTGAGAATGGGTCCGTTCCAACCCATAAAATGATGTAATCCACCGGCACGTGCAACTATGTCTTCCCCGGGTTGTAAGTGTAGGTGGAAAGTGTTGGCAAGTACTATCTGAGCTTTGGTTGCAGATAATTGCTCTGGGCTAATACCTTTAACAGTAGCGGTAGTGCCAACTGGCATAAACTGTGGGGTATAAACTAACCCATGAGGAGTGCTAAAATGACCACACCGGGCGCGAGTCCGAGTACACTCAGCAATGATTTCGAATTTAAAAGGAGATAGTTCTTTAGACTTGTTGATAACATTCATTAGACAAGCAGAATTAGGACTAGATCAAGTTAAATACTGAACGCACATTACTATCTGTTAAAGATAGTTTGTTGAGCAATACAGATGAGGTAAGTAGTTGATAACTCGCAATTTCTCCCAATGGAGTTCATATAAATTAATGTAATTCTAAAAATTAAGACTCAGTAATTTATCGGAGATGATAACCTTGGGATTGTACATTATTGGCTGTTTAGTAATATTTACGAGTACCTTAGTGTAGTCATAATTACTCTAGATACCTAGAGTTTGCTATTAGTAGGATTAATTGTCGCAAGTACGAACATCTAACTATACTAAGGGAAATCTTTCAGCTCGATCGCCAAGAATTTTAGTCTTCTCAATTACAAGGCAGAAATAAACAAAAAGCATTGCCTTCTGTTGGCAAGGATTTATGGATCTCTGCTGGTGGACATGATAATTCTAAGCGCCCACACAATTGGTGTGCTAAATCTTGAGCTAATGCTAGACCAAACCCTGTTCCGTCGTGATTTATTGAACTACTACCACGTTTACCCTTTTGGAAAATACTTTCACGTTCACTTATAGGAATAGACGGTCCTCCATCCCAAACACAAAACATCCATTCATCTAGATTTTCTTTCTTTTCTATATACAAGCCAATAGGCTGCTTCGGTGGGCAATATCTAAATGCATTTTCGAGTAAATTCGCTAAAATTTCTAGTACTGCATTTTCATTACCATACCATACGGGTATTGTTTCCGGACCCTGCCAATAGCGTTTCTGTAATGTCGCTGTAGCCTTCGCTCTTTCAATTAAAGGGGTCAGTACATTTTTGAGTCCCGTAGCATTGTGAGGCATTAATGCTGGAGGTAATAATAATGGGGTTTCTATAGCGGGAGATGAGGAAATAACTAAATTTGTTCTCCCCAAACGATCAATAGCCTCAACGTAACGATTTAGTTGCTGTTGTTCAACAAGCATTCCTTTGACCAAGGCGCGATTTCCATTTCCAGGCTCTAAACGCTTTAGAAGTAATTGCGAGAAAGTCCTTAATGCAGTCAAGGGATTTCGTAACTGGTGAACAAGTAATTGTGCTTGTTGATGGACTTTGCTTAACTCTTCTTGTAGTTGCTGTCTCTCAAGTTCTAGAAAAAGTGCTTCCGTTAAGCTATATGCACATGATTGAAGACGAGTAGTAAGAGATGTTGACCAAGGTAGAGTTCCAATCTCTGCTCGTAATACTCCTAAGAATAAGTGTTGACGTCGTAATGGTAACCATAATCGACAAGGTTCTAAGATTTGTAAACTTGGATCATCTTCTAAAGTTGGAAGAGAGTTGTGCTGAGGGGGCCAACTACCTAATACAACCAAGCTAGTTTTCTTGGTATTACTTGATATAGCTAAATAAACTACTAGATTGCGTATGTTTGGGCAATCACCAAACTGGTTCAATTGATGCTGGACTAACTCGAACAATTCTTGAGAAGCCTTCATCAGCACAAAATTTGAACACAAAGGAAATTTGAAAGTGTATAGTCACAAATTCTAAAAGACCCCTAGAGTTGACTCGCCGACGAAGGCTTTGCAGTCCTAAGCTGGACCACAATTCCTTCCTGGTGACAGCCTCGGTTGCAAAAAAATGCAATCGAGGCTTACAACAGGAGTTTAGTACGACCTCCTGTTGCAAGCGAGCTTATCTCTCGCTATGTCCCTGGTTCTCTCCGATGAGCTATTCCTTGGAGTTTCTTGCAAAACCCTTGGTTGCTCTGGAAAAACCAGTCAATTTGGGCCTTGCCCAATCCCCTTCTACAGGAAGGGATTTACCATAGGCTGACTTCATTGTCAGTAATCCTTTTTAACTTAGCCTTTCTTTTGCGAGTGATCTGATCTATGTCCAAAAAACGCAAGCGTATTAGTCGACGTCGACTTGCTGGTCAAAGAGTATTGGCACAAGTTCCTACCCACAACCTTGAGACCGGTGATCATAAACCTGTTACAGCAGCTCGTCGTTTCATTGCTGAACGTGGACTAGTACCCCCAGCCATTCTTAATGTACGCCGCAATGAACATACTACTGATCGTTTTTTCTGGGGTGAGAAAGGTCTTTTTAGTGCTCAGTATGCTGAAGAGAACCACTTTCTTTTCCCATCGTTACGAGATGTCGTTGACAATATAGGGGAAGATGCACTATTTGCAGGATTGGAAACTATGGGAAATGACGACTGGGAAGAGATGGAGGAGTATGAATATGCCTTCGTTTAATTACGACTAGAGTAACGATAGTAATTTATTAAGTATCTCTAGCGGTGAGGATATGTAATAGCGTCGAAAACCCAACTAATTTCGACGCTATTACATATCCTCATTTTATTTATGTAGTGTAAAGGAGAAGCATAGCTCTCACCATGTTATCCCTTGTTAGTTTTTCATTATTCTCCTCTTTTCAGTATACATATGTATCGATTTCATGGCGGAAAGGTTCAATAATTGAATTCTTAATTTAGCTTACAATTAGGGATCACTGCTTATGCTAAGCGATAGACATATAGAAGGAACATGGAGCGAACAGCCATCTTGAGTGTCTCGAATAAAAATGATATAGTATTTCTAGCAGAGGCTCTGCACTTTACACATCAGTATAGAATCTTATCGAGTGGTGGAACAGCAAATATCCTTGAAGCTGCAGGAATACCTGTTACACGAATTTCTAATTACACAGGTTTCCCCGAAATAATGAATGGACGAGTTAAGACACTCCATCCATTAATTTATGGTGGAATACTTGCCAACCGCGACGAACTATCTCATCAAAGAGACTTGGAGGCAAATGGGATTACACTTATAGACTTAGTAGTAGTTAATCTTTATCCTTTCCGTGAAACTGTATCTCAACAATCTGTGGATTGGAAAACAGCAATAGAGAATATAGATATAGGTGGTCCATCGATGATACGTGCAGCTGCTAAAAATCATCCTTACGTTACAATCCTAACTGATCCGGACCAGTACCAATCTTTTCTATCAGCGCTCTATGAGGACTCTCTAGATTTAGGATTACGGCAACATCTAGCAGTACAAGCATTTGATCATACTGCACGATATGACGCGGCTATTAATCGATGGATGATGAGCAGATTAAAGAACAAAACAATATTAAATACCCATCAAGGAACAATATCGAACTTTTTATTGTCTCTCCCTTTACAGCAAAAACTACGTTACGGGGAAAATCCACATCAACAAGGTTCTTGGTACACAAGTAAAGATGTTGGCTGGGGTGGTATAAGTCAAATAGAGGGCAAAGAACTTAGTGCTAATAACCTCTTAGATCTTGATGCGGCGCTTGCCATAATCAGAGAATTTGGCTATTTATCTACAGGTGGTCAGTTTGAATCTCGGCCATCCGCAGTGGTTATAAAGCATACTAACCCATGTGGTGTTGCAACTGGAGTTGATGGTTTTGAGGCTCTAACTCGAGCATTAGATGCGGATCGCGTGTCAGCATTTGGAGGGATTATAGCCCTAAACAGTACAGTTAATGTTTCCATGGCTAAAGAACTTACAAGTTTATTCCTAGAGTGCATTATAGCGCCAGATTTCACTAGCGATGCACTGGAGGAGCTACAAACAAAGAAAAATTTACGGTTATTGATCTTAAAACCTGAAGCAATTGATAAAGCTAATCATCAACAATTACGCAGTTTATTAGGCGGCATCTTAGTACAAGATCTGGATGATGAGCCAATGAATACTCAGCAGTGGTCTATCGTAACACAAAGATTTCCAAATGAACAAGAAATGATAGATCTAGCTTTTGCTTGGGCCCTTGTTCGTCATGTACGTTCTAATGCAATAGTGATAGCCCGTAATGGGCAAAGTCTAGGGATTGGTGCTGGACAAATGAACCGTATAGGCTCGGCGCATATTGCTCTTAATGCTGCAGGTAATTCTGCGTATGGAGCAGTTCTTGCAAGCGATGGTTTTTTCCCGTTTGATGATACTGTCAAAGCAGCAGCCGCAAAGGGTATTAAGGCCATTATTCAACCAGGTGGCAGTTTACGAGATAATGAATCGATCAAGGCTTGCAACGAACTCGGATTAGTCATGGTTACGACGAAGCAACGTCATTTCTTACACTAAGTTTTCTTCTCCTCAAGCAGCAGATAGGAGCTCCTAAGTCTTAACTTTGCCAAATGCACTTGGTTTATACCAATGTCAGACGCACTTGCTTTCAATCTTAACTTTCTACATCCTTTATTGATGTGGGTCCTCTTGATACTTTCTGTCTATGCTATGCTTCTTGGAGTAAAAGCTAAGAAAACTCGGACTGCAACTCCTGAAGAACGCAAAGACCTGGTTAAGGGGAAGTTTGCTCAGCGCCATTACCGTTATGGTAGCCTGGTGCTGTCGTTAATGATCCTTAGTAGCCTGGGGGGTATGGCGGTAACCTATATTAACAATCATAAGCTGTTTGTCAGTCCTCACTTGCTTGTTGGACTAGCGATGATGGCTGTAATTAGCATAGCAGCAGCCTTATCTCCCCTCATGCAGCAAGGTAGCATTATCGCTCGTAAAGTTCATGTTGGACTAAATATGGGGCTAATGACTCTATTCTTATGGCAGGCTTTTAGCGGAATGCAAATAGCGAACAAAATTTGGAATAGTAGATGAAATTATTCTCATTCTTAGCGGAGAATCTATTAAGGGAGGTGAAAGAATTAATAAACCGAAATAGATAAGATTTGTTTTCTTAACATGAAAACTAGCAACTCATATGAGGGTATTTAATCGAAGGGAATTACATATAATCGTTTTACAATCGAGAAAATATTGATAACTATTCTCCGTAAAACTTTCTTAAATAGAATTGTGGATATCGAATGTGATTTATAGGTAGAAGCGTCTATCCAGTTATTAGATTAATATTAGGCAGTACCTTGATTTTCTTGTAACTAGGCGTACGATTCGCTAAGAGCGATTAATTTATGTATGACGTCTTCTACTACTCGATCGGGAGTAGAAGCTCCTGAAGTAATCCCAACTCGTAATAGACCATCAGGTAAAAAGTTTTCTTCGACTACCAAATCCTCGCCTAAAGGCTTGTGTGTAATTCGATTGCCAGGACCGATACGTTCAGGAGTATCTATATGAAAAGCTCGAATCCCTCGACTTACAGCTATCTCCTGTAAGTGTGTAGTATTTGAAGAATTATAACCACCAATAACTACTAATAAGTCTAGTGGTTCTTCCACTAATGCGAACATAGCGTCTTGACGCTCTTGAGTCGCATCGCAGATTGTATTAAAAGAAAGAAAATGTTCATTAAGGGCCACAGGCCCAAACCGTTTAAGCATGGTTTTTTCAAATAAGCGTCCTATCTCCTCCGTTTCCCGTTTAAGCATTGTTGTTTGATTAGCTATTCCAATTCTCACTAAATCACGATCAGGATCGAAACCTGGTGAACACGCTTTGGAAAAGCGCTTCATAAACTCTTCTCTATTACCTTTACTTTGTCCACTCGCTTCAATGTAGTCACATACCAAGTGGGCCTCTTCCAGATCTAAAACCACAAGATAAGTGTCTGCAAAAGAACTTGTAGCTAAAGTTTCCTCATGTTTTACCTTCCCATGGATAATAGAGGTGAAAGAGTGCTTTTTATGTTTTTCAACGGTAGTCCATACTTTTGAGACCCATGGACAAGTCGTATCTACGATATGGCAACCTCTTTCATTTAAAAGCTGCATCTCTTGGACTGTTGCCCCAAAAGCTGGGAGTATTACGACATCATCACTTGCTACATCTGAAAAGTCTTTAACCCCGTCTTCAACAGGTATAAAAAGTACGTTCATTTCATGTAAATGATCATTAACTGATGGATTGTGAATTATTTCATTCGTAATCCAAATGCGTTCGGTAGGATAGTGGCGTCTGGTCTCATAGGCCATTGCGACAGCTCTTTCAACACCCCAACAAAAACCAAACGCTTCAGCAAGTCTGACTTGTAGGCGTCCATTACGAAGAGCATAACCATTTTCGCGGATTGATCCAATTAATTCACTTTGGTATGCTTGTTCCAAACTTCCTGCTACTTCTTCAGCACGTCCAAAACCGCGTCGATTATAACGCTCTGAATTGTGAAGGGAACGTTTGAATGCATGAGTATCCACAGCTGTATAGAAGCGAAGATAAAAACTCTATGAGGGCTACTGGGAAAAGGGCCTCATTGGGTGTTGCAGTTTGAATCTCAGATCCTATTAATTCTATTTAATTCGAGTCAGTTGTTGAATTAAGGGTAAGCAATTTCTAGATAACTATAACTTGTGAAGATATATTGCTAGGTGTACACAACCTCGAAGTTAGGCTTAACAGTTAGATTTTATCTACAAGCGCTTAAAATTATTAATTATGTCTACCCTATTTCCGTTTGAATAATGGCAAAATCTCTACCATATATTGCTCTTATTGTAGCAGTGGCTACAGCACTTAGCAAATTAATTGGTTTATTACGTCAACAGGCAATAGCCAGTATTTTTGGAATAGGGGTTGCATACGATTCTTATAGCTATGCTTATATACTTCCTGGTTTTTTATTAATCTTGTTAGGAGGGATTAATGGTCCTTTTCATAATGCTATCGTATCAATCTTAATCCATCGCCCTATCAATGAAAGGAATTATATCATCGCGGCTGTCAATACTCTTATAGGCACAATTCTTTGTGGAGTGACAGGTTTACTTCTAATAATGGCTGATTTATTAATTACTTTAGTAGGCCCGGGTTTAACACCAGAATTACATGAAATCGCCGTGCATCAACTGCAAATCATGGCACCGATCTCCCTGTTTGCGGGATTTATTGGCCTGAACTTTGGGATCCTTCATGTTTCCGAAGAATTTTGGCTTCCCTCGGTTAGCCCCATCCTATCTAGTTTGACGGTGATCTGTGGGATTGGATTACTTTGGTTACATTTAGGCGCCTCCATCAATGCACCTGAGCAAGCATTGTTAGGTGGAAGTGTACTGGCCAGTGCTACTTTAATAGGTGCAATAGTTCAATGGTTTGCTCAACTGCTATTTCTATATAAAAGAGGTTTTAATAAGCTAACCTTGCTTTGGGACTGGAGCCATCCTGGAGTCTGGGAATTATTAAAAATAATGGGACCAGCAACCCTTTCATCAGGGATGCTACAGATCAATGTCCTTGTTGATTTATTTTTCGCTTCGGGTATAGTCGGTGCTGCAGCAGCTTTGAGCTACTCTGGTATATTGGTCCAAACTCCGTTAGGTTTAGTTTCTAGTACGTTATTAGTACCATTGCTTCCAACTCTTGCAAGACTTTCTGCTTCTAAAGATTACAAAAACCTAGTGAAGCGGATACGCCAAGGGTTGATTTTATCAAACTTCACCATGTTTATTGTGTCAGGTCTAATGATAGTCTTAAGTTATCCAATAGTAGAATTACTGTATGCAAGAGGTGCTTTTAACGACTACGCAAAAGATACCGTAAGTACACTTTTAATGACCTATGCAATAGGTATGCCTACTTACCTAGGTCGAGATGTACTTGTAAGAATATTTTATGCATTGAGTGACGGATTAACTCCTTTACGTTTCTCAGTAATGGGCATTTTGTTTAATGTGATTTTCGATTGGATTTTCATAGGTGGACCAAGTCCTTGGGGGTTACAATTACCGACATTTAATCATGGCACGTCGGGACTAGTATTGTCCACAGTTGCTGTTAATATCTTAACCTACTTTGCCTTACTTTTCGCATTGCAGAGTAAGTTAAATCTTCTTCCTTTAAGTAAATGGGGTGTTAGTAGTTTCTGGTTGCTTGTTTCTGCAATTTTATCGAGTTTATTTGCGTGGCAGATAACAGAACGGATTTCTTGGTCTAATGATATCGTTAGACATGGTATCCAGATATGTTTTTGCGGTATACTAAGTCTCGTAATATACATTATTTCAACGTTTTTTATAGGTGTACCAGAAATTCATAAGTTTATACTTAATCTAAGGAAATCTCATAGATCTCCCTACTAAGATGCTGTGAATATAAAGGAAATCTAGTAAATCACTAATCTTGCTTACTACTAACTTGACGTTCTTCTCTTACTTGAATGGGTAACTCCAGGTGACTTTTGCCAACCATTTGTAAGCCATCTACAGAAAATATTCGTGCTTCAATCCCAAACTCTTTGAAAGCGTTGTCGAGTTCCTGAATTAACGCTTTCTCAACTTGCGCTTCCGCATCTACAACCTTACCAATTAACCGTTCCCCCAATCGTCCTATGCGTTGACGTACAACTTCGCGGGCGTTGATGATCTCAACTATGATCATGGCTCGGCTGCAAGAAAATCAACCTTACTGGCAGAACAACCCAAAGATCTCTATAAAACTACAAATTTCATCTCTCGGCACAAATCAAATTGACCAAACCTAAATAGTAAAAATCTTTATGTAATATTTTATAGTTAGTTAAGTTGACCCTAAGAAACACAATAGATTAGTGATATTAAAACTTAAGTTATACACTCATGGTATTCCTAGTGTAGACAAAAGACTTGGGACTTAATTCAGGTTAGGAAGCATTTTAAAATTTGGGTCAGTTTTTAGACTGCAAAGACATAACCATGAGTAAATGCAATAAAAGGCCTATGGTCCAACCTAACGTTAAGGAAGTTAAGTAAAAAGATAGGGGGTGAATATTCTGGGTAAACCAAAGACCACTGTTAATCGCGGCAAAGACACCAGTATGTATACAAAAATCAACTATTCGCTCAAAATGTCTATAAGTGGAATCACTAGAATTAACAGAACCATACCACCGAATCGGCATAAAGGAACTTTTAGGTAGATTGTTCATTATTGGTGTGTCCCCCACAGTTGACGGATGGGCTTGCCATGAGTTGAAATGATTCTTGTAAGCGCTTGTAGCTCAGCGGATTAGAGCATCTGACTACGGATCAGAGGGTCGGGAGTTCGAATCTCTCCAAGCGCGTTCATCAATTCTTTACTTAAAAGAATTATTTTTTCGTAATTTAAGAAATTTTTACTGAAATAGAATCAATGCGACTGTCTTCTATTCCGTCAATAAACTTATCTCTAGAGATGAGTGATCCAATCGTAGCCAGTCTTATTAGCAAAGAATTAGAGCGCCAACAAACACATTTAGAATTAATTGCTAGTGAGAATTTCACATCTAGAGCGGTGATGGAAGCTCAAGGGTCCGTGTTAACAAATAAATATGCAGAAGGCCTTCCATATAAGCGCTATTATGGAGGGTGCCAGTATATAGATGCTATAGAAGAATTAGCAATCGAGCGAGCAAAAAGATTGTTTGGGGCTGCTTGGGCTAATGTACAGGCTCATAGTGGAGCGCAAGCTAATTTTGCAGTTTTTTTAGCATTGCTAAATCCAGGGGATACAATCTTGGCAATGGATCTTTCCCATGGGGGACATTTAACTCACGGATCACCAGTTAATGTTTCGGGAAAATGGTTCAATTGCATTCACTATGGAGTAGACCCAAAAACAGAAGAAATTAATTTTGATTATATAAGAGAATTAGCACATAAACATAGACCTAAATTAATTATATGCGGTTACTCAGCTTATCCTCGCACAATCCATTTCTCACATTTTAAGTCTATCGCTGATGAGGTTGATGCTTACTTACTTGCCGATATTGCCCATATTGCTGGCCTTGTTGCTACTGGACTTCATCCCAGTCCACTGCCATATTGTGACGTAGTTACTACCACGACTCACAAAACTCTCCGCGGTCCACGCGGAGGAATGATCCTTGCTAGAGATTCTGAACTGGGGAAACGATTAGATAAAGCTGTTTTTCCTGGGTCACAAGGCGGGCCACTGGAACATATCATTGCAGCCAAAGCTGTAGCATTCTGTGAAGCTCTACAGCCTGAATTTAAAGACTATAGCCAGCAAATAATCAGTAATGCTAAAATGTTGTCTAAACGTTTAATAGAAAGAAATATCAAGATAGTAAGCAATGGGACTGATAATCATATCGTCTTAATGGACTTACGCTCTATAAATTTAACAGGTAAAGTTGCAGACTCTCTTGTTAGCGATATTAATATCACAGCAAATAAAAATACGGTTCCCTTTGATCCTGAGTCTCCTTTTGTAACGAGTGGACTACGTCTGGGGACGGCAGCATTAACCACAAGGCAATTTAACGAAGCAGCTTTTTCAGAGGTTGCTGATATTATAGCCGATCGACTATATAATCCAGACAACGATATGATAAAAGATAAGTGTCGAGAAAGAGTTGCTGAACTTTGTAAATCTTATCCCTTATACTCATTCAAATAATTAAGGAGACTAAAGTTTACCATCTTTCATTCTCCTAATCTATGGTTCTCTTTTACTAAGTAAACCGTAGATTTATGTTAAACGATTGAAAAACTCCTATTGAAAGTCTAAGTATAGCCCAGCCATCATGCAAGTTCCCAGCGAAACGTCATAGTTTTCTTATTTTTCATGAGTTTTCACTAGGTTTACCGGGAAACAACATCAACATAAATATAAAGAGATTACACTATAGTCCTATACTTAATAATAGGAACCTTATTTCGGTCCAGTTCCAAGAAAGAATTATTAGGATCTTATGCTTTTCCCACTTATGTTGATGATTATGGCACAAACCGAATACTCTAGAGTTTCTCCTCTACGATTTTGTAAACGTGAGTACCGGAACCCTATACGACAAAGTTTGGGACTTACATAAAGTAAATTCCTTACCCGGTGGATCTACGCAATTATTTATTGGCTTGCATTTAATTCATGAAGTCACAAGTCCCCAAGCATTTGCAAGCCTTAAAGATTTAGGTTTAAAAGTACGCTATCCGGAAAGAACAATTGCTACCGTAGACCATATAGTTCCTACTAAGAATCAGGTACGCCCTTTTGACGATTACTTAGCTGAGGAAATGTTATTAACATTGGAATCTAATTGTGCAGAAAATGATATCACACTTTATGGACTTGGTAGTGGAAAGCAGGGAATAGTCCATGTTATTGCTCCTGAATTAGGTTTTAGTCAACCTGGAATGACCATAGCGTGTGGCGATTCTCATACATCCACTCATGGTGCGTTTGGAGCGATTGCCTTTGGAATTGGAACTAGTCAAGTTCGTGATGTACTAGCCAGTCAAAGTCTTGCGATGAATAAGTTGAAAGTATGTCGGATTTGGATTGAAGGTCGGCTAGGCAAAGGTGTGTATGCTAAGGATTTAATATTGCACGTAATCGGTAAGGTAGGGGTTAAAAGTGGTGTGGGGTATGCATATGAGTTTGCAGGTCCAGCCGTAACGGAACTTTCCATGGAAGAACGAATGACCTTATGTAATATGGCTATTGAAGGTGGTGCTCGATGTGGTTATGTTAATCCCGACGATATTACTTTCAACTACCTTGAAGGACGACCTATGGCTCCTAAGGGAGATGAATGGGATCGCGCTTTATCTTGGTGGAAAACCTTAGCAAGTGATACTAATGCTCAATACGATAATGAAGTGTGTTTTGATGCTAGCTCTATTGCGCCTACCATTACCTGGGGAATCACTCCAGGTCAAGGAATTAATATCAATCAGGTTATACCACCTCTTAACGAAGTCAAAGTTTCTGAACGACCTGTTGCAGAAGAAGCGTATAATTATATGGGATTTGAACCTGGTTCATCTCTAGTTGGTTTGCCAATAGATGTATGCTTTATAGGTAGTTGTACAAATGGTCGTCTTAGTGATTTACAAGCCGCTGCTGACGTAGTTAAAGGAAGACATGTTGCCCCCGGATTAAAAGCATTTGTTGTTCCAGGTTCAGAGCAAGTAGCGCTAGTAGCAGAGAAGAACGGTCTAGACTTAATTTTTAAAGCTGCAGGATTTGAATGGCGAGCACCAGGATGTTCTATGTGTTTAGCAATGAATCCTGATCGTCTTGAAGGTAGGCAACTTAGTGCAAGCTCCAGTAACCGGAATTTTAAAGGTCGTCAAGGGTCCTCTAGTGGCCGGACTCTACTTATGAGCCCTGCAATGGTGGCAGCAGCAGCAATTACTGGTTATTTAGTAGATGTTCGCCTATTCTTAAAATAGTATTATCTGCTTATCGTAAATCCTAATTTACAGACTTTCATTTTTTTATTATTCTTTAAGTTGCTGACAATGGTTATGTCTATTCCCTTTGGACCTATCAGTATAGTCTTTGGTCGTGGCATAATTTTGAAAGGTGATGATATTGATACGGATCGAATTATCCCCGCACGTTTTCTTCGATGTGTAACTTTTGACAATCTTGGAGACCAGGTTTTTGCCGATGATCGTATTGAGCTTAATGGAGATCATCCTTTCGATTGTACCGAATACAAAGGCGCCTCAATACTTGTCGTAAACAGTAACTTTGGTTGTGGATCTAGCCGTGAGCATGCACCACAAGCGCTATTGCGCTGGGGAATTCGTGCAATTATTGGTGAAAGCTTTGCGGAGATATTTCAAGGAAACTGTTTAGCTTTAGGTATACCTTGCTTAATGGCAGACAAAGAAACCATAAATGTGATTCAGTCGAGAATACTCTTAGATCCACAATCTGAATGGTTGCTTGATATAAATCACCAAAAGATTTCACAAGAGCAACAGTCTTGGTCTCTCACGATAGAAGCTGGTACCCAGCATATGTTCATTACTGGGCTTTGGAATACTACTGCACAGTTAGTTTCGTCTACTACGGAGTTAGAGAAGACTGTTGCGAGATTACCTTATTTGCAGTCGTTTTCTCGATTAAATTAATCGAGTGCATCGATGAAAAGTAATATCTTATTTATGAAATCATTCTCTTTCTGTCAAGTAATCATTTTAGAATTTATCAATTAAACATAAATTTTGTGCAAAGAGACTTAATCGTACCTGTTGAGTCAAATGATCTGTCAAAGAAAACGAAATTGCGATACATAATCCTTAATAGACTACATATACTAAAAATCCCCAGAAGGATTTTATCTTGACATATAGGAAAGAATAATTCTGGAGATTTATAATTTTGAAATTGGACCTTGAGATTAGTGTGTAAATAATAATTTATTAAACGCGAATTTAAGACTGTTTGACAGGAATAGAAATAAATCCTATTGACCGAATGCTTACCTATTACGCAAGCATTCGTACAGACCAATGCCAATAGTTGCAGTTTTTACGTGAAATGGAGCCTTAGCCAATTAAAGAGATCAATCTTCAAGATCTTTACGGCTAGGTGTACGGCTTGGATCACTAGCTAAAAAGCCAAACACAAAGATCCCTATAAAGAAGAAGACAACAGAGTACACAGAAATCTTGAGGGCAAGCATGGGAATCCGTCCGACGGGTGCTGCATCGATTCCATCTTATGGGTTACTGAAGGTCAAACACGATGGCGAACGCCCTGAAGCATCAACATCAATGCTGGATTGAAATGTTTCAGTCATGTTTGAGAGTTGAGCTATCGGTTATGCGATTAATGGAAAGTAGCCTTTTTAAGAATCGTACGTCATTGAAATTATTAGGTGTCTAGAGCTGAATTCGAACCTCACTTTCAGTGCTAGCCAATGGATACGGTCCAATTGCTTTGATTATAGTTACCTAACCAGCACTAAAATTAAGTTTAACAATGACATTTCTTCTTCTTGACACTATAGAGAATCAACTCAAACAATGATATCCATAAGCCAACATGATTACGATTTTAGACATAAACCTTAACATAATTCTCAGTGTTTTATTAAAAACGCATAAAGATATATAGGTAACGTTTCCATCACAACTCTTGACACTTCCTATGAGTCTTGCTGGTTTAGCCCTTAGAATAGTGCTACTTTTATCAGTTAAAAAACGGATTACCACTATGGCACAACGGACCCGCTTAGGAGATTTATTGCGTCCCCTAAATTCTGAATATGGTAAAGTTGTCCCAGGTTGGGGGACCACGCCTATAATGGGTGTGTTTATGGCTTTATTCCTAGTTTTCTTATTAGTTATTTTACAGCTATACAATAAGTCATTAATTCTTGAAGGTATTAATGTTGACTGGAGTAGTTTAGGCTAGTTTATTAATTACACTAGCTCTAACTGACGTCAAAATATTATCTTTAAAATTCATTTATTTTCCCATATTGCAGTACAAAATATAAACAGGTAGTGGTTGTTATCTAATAACAACCACTACCTGTTTATATTTTGTACTGCAATATGGGAAAATAAGTACTGCTTACTTTTAGGATAAATTTGCATTTGTCATAATCTTTTTTCCCGTTACTTCAGGACAAAAAATCATATTAATTTTCCTCGAATCTTCCTTATATAGCATCTATACATGTTATCTACTCAATGAAGTAAAGATTAGATTGATTAGATGTTTAATATCACATATTTTCTTAACAAGTGTATTATTTGGTTATGATCTATAGAAACGTTAGTCTCTCTGTAGGAGCGTAGATGGGTATCAAGTGCCTTACCTAATATTGCATAAAAATATCGGTCCACTTATTAGTTTCTTCTAATCACATATCGTTGTACTTACAATGTCTAAGAACACTGGAGAATGTTTTTCTTAGGTACCTTATTCCCTGAACTAATTGTGAACGCTTGTACTTATTAAATAAATCCGAAGGACAAATATATGTTTACACAGCTCCTTTCCGTGGTAGTTTCAGTGGAGTGTACAGTAAGGCATTGCGAATTGCAGGATTAGGAAGCCACGTTCTGATTAGCCAATTTTTAAAAGGAGGAGTTAATCAAGGGGTAGAGCGTAGTCTCTTGCTATGTGGTCGATTGGAGTGGATGAGACCCTCTTTTACTGGTTATCTGGATGAACTATCATTCAAGTTATCGGAACGAGAGATTCTTGCAACTAAAGCAGTTCAGGAAGTATGGAATTATACAAAAGAACAACTACTAAAAGGAGGTCTAGATCAATTAGTTTTGGATGAGTTAGGCCTAGCTATTTCTTGGGGATATTTAGATAAACAAGAAGTCCTAACAGCTGTAAAATCTTGTGCTGGAAGAATGGATATTATCTTAACTGGGCCACTAGTCCCTATTGAGTTAATGGCCATGGCAGATCGAGTTAAACAGTCAAGTAGGAAATCCTAATGCTCAAAAACGATCGATGGATTAATGAACAAGCCGCTTCTGGTATGTTACAACCTTTTCAAGCTAACCTTGTACGTCATATAGATTACGAAAGCAATATTATACCAGCCCTGAGTTATGGCTGCTCTTCCTATGGTTACGATTTAAGATTATCGGCAAAGGAATTTTTAATTTTTCGTCATGTTCCCGGCACTGTAATGAATCCTAAACGTTTTAATCCTGCCAATTTAGAACCAACACCATTACACAAGGATCAAGATGGTAAATATTTTATTCTTCCTGCCCACTCCTATGGATTAGGAGTAGCCCTTGAGAGAATGAAAGTACCACCAGATATTACTGTAATATGTTTGGGGAAGAGTACATATGCTCGGCTCGGTATTATAGTTAATACGACTCCAGCAGAAGCTAGTTGGGAAGGTCATTTGACTTTGGAGTTTAGTAATAGTTCGGGTGCCGATTGCCGAATTTATGCAAATGAAGGCATATGTCAATTACTCTTTTTTCAAGGTGATCCGTGTCGCACAACTTATAGTGATCGCGCCGGAAAATACCAGTTTCAACCTGAATGTGTCACATTAGCTAAAATCTAAACAGTTAGAATACTAAGGTGCCAAGAGTGCTCGATGAAGGCGTTTTTTCTTGTACCAAGACGCGAATTCTGGGACCCAACTTTCAATATGAGGCCATATCAATTTACATAATTCTCGAATTTCTAACTGAGCATCCCGCTTAGATCGTAAATCTAAAAAGTGTAGTAGAGCTCGTAGCGTAAAACTCAGTATAAAATGTTGACGATAATCGAAAGGCAGAATGCTCCGTGCATGTTCCTCTGAAAAACCACTATTGATCAACTCACAATAACGCTTGGCGGCGAGTTGACATAATTTAATATCTTCGTTCCTTTGTTTTAAGCTGTAAGTATATTTTTTCCCCTGACGATTAATATAATTACCTATAGGTCTTAAATAAAAGACTTCTTCAATATCCAAGTTACCTTCGGCAGCTTGGCAGATACGATCTCCAGTATACCTCATCGATTGCACATCAAAACTAACCCCTACTCGATGTGTCCGGGCCTGTTGCATTACTGAATGAGGAAACCAGCCTACATTAAATACGATTTGAGCATGTTCCATTGGACCATAGTGACCACGTTCACCAGCTAATAGACGCCTGATACAAATTTCACCAGCCTTCTTATCATCTGGCCAAATTTGACGATTGTCAGCAACAAAAAAATCAGAGTAGTCTTGATGCATTCCAAGATATACACAGAGTTGAGGCTTCGGAGTTGCTACAATCAAGTCAACACGAAATTGCTTCATAGGAAAATGAATAATTGAATTGCATGAATTTATAAAATTGATAACAATCAAGTTGCAATCTTTAGCACTTTTAACTTTGAGAAAGCTTTGCCTATTCGTCCTCTTCAGTCACTTGAGGCAAAGCTGTAACAGGCCCCATTCCAGGTAACTTCGGCAATATGGTTTTATTTATTAAGGCCTGAATTAATCTTTGAATATCAGAACGAGTATGTGCACCGATAATCTTACCGATAGAAAGACCACTAGAGTCAAACAACTCAATATGAGGAATTCCAGTAACATTGTATTTCTCCAGTTCTTTTTGCCACTGGGGATTGTCAACATTAAGTAAAACGATATTTAAGGTGTCTTGCTCTTGAATTTTGATTTCTTCTATAGTAAATGCCATTTCACGACATACTTCGCACCAATCAGCATAAAATTCTAATAATGTCGGACGACCGTTCATCAAAGCCGATTGTAAATCTAATGAATTACGTGCTAGTCGATTAAGAGGGCCATCTGCTTTTAAATTACCTTTCAGTACAAATAGTACTATTGAGAGAAATACTGCAATAAGTAATAACAAAACCTTTTCCCATTCTCTTACCACGGTTTGACTGGATTGTCCTTTGTTGGGAGGCGTGAAAGAATTTTTTGTCTCCATTATCAATTCGGTGATTTAGTTACTTTGACACTTTTCATCAAGGTTTGTTGCTGCTGCGCACATAGTGTACGTTAGAATAATTGATAGCGTGAATATATATTTACATCTTACACAATTATTTTGGAGGTTATAAACAAAAGGACCAATTTTACTCTTTCTAATAGTATGACACGGCATAAAAGATATGAATTATGAAGTATGCTAATCTAAATATCTCAACTATCAGCAATTGTTCTGTTAGCATTGCCCATAGTTTTTAAAACGAGAATCGGCTTCCCATACTCTTAGCTTTTCAATAGAGTAATTGTTTGGAGCTTCAATTTATTTTAATGCTTTTACCTTGGCTACTGCTTCTACCAATACGGGCCCCCATGCTGATCTTATTAGTTGTAATTAGCATTTATTTTGGAATGCACTGGTCGGGCCAAGAGCTCCAAGTTCTAGGTATGCGTGGCATTGAAGCCCATTGGTTTTGGACTGTTGAGACCACTCAGGCCATACTAGTTGTAATAATTTGTACTATGCCTGATGTCTTATTACATCAGATTTCGTTATTTATGGCTTCTTCAAGAGTTGTAAGCTTAATTGTGACCTTACTCTTGGTCATCACTGGGGGCCTCTACTTGCTCAATGTTAGCGTACTGAGTAATGTGCTAATACTTGCCTCAGCAGTTTTTTTGGCTCGGTTGGACCTTACACGTATCCGAATAGCACCACGTCCCGAAGTTATGTCTATTGCACTTTCTATATTAGTCATAGTTGGTATCTGGATTGGTAGAGATTTGTCCTTATGTTCATATCAGATAAAATACTTATCAATCAATCAAAACCACCAGCAGTCTTAGGTTCACAAGGTGTTGATCGTTTCTTCGTGCTAGTTTTTTTGTTGCGGTTGACACTTGTCTATGATATAAGTTTGAAAAGTGTCTTATTTGCTTTACTCATTGTCAATATGTAACTCTTTGGAATTTACAAAGTAACCTTTTGTCCACCAAAACAAGGGTAAAGGAGCGGAAGAAGTTCATGCCTGATGTACATTGTACTGAGTACAAAATCCTTGAATACCATCTAGCCCCTAGTTGAACATGGAGAAATAATATGAACCCAATCGATGCTCCATTCAGTCCCGTTGGGATACCGTTAAATCCCAAAGGACTGAAGTTCGGAACTGATGGTATAAGAGGATCTGTAAATACAATTCTTACACCTGCATTGGCCATGCAAATAGGGTATTGGCTTGGGAAAGTGTTGGTAGAACCAGGGCCAATACTAATTGGTATGGATTCTCGGAATAGTGGTCCCATGCTCGTTTCAGCGTTAAGTGCGGGACTGAACGTTTGTGGACGTGAAGTATGGAATTTGGGCTTATGTCCTACACCTGCAATTCCTGGATTAATACGCCGTTTTTCTCTCCCAGGTGGAATAATGGTATCGGGAAGTCATAATCCACCTCAAGATAATGGAATTAAAATGTTTAAAGATGGTGGAGCAAAAATTGACCAAGTTCAACAAGAAGAGATAGAAAGAAAATTAAAAGGTGATCAAGATATTAGTAGCAAAAGCCCTTTAACAGCAAAGTATTATCACTATGGTTGCACATATGAACGATACGATCTCTTAGAATTTTACCGAAATAGTTTATTGGATTCTGTATACAGTCAGCGTTTAGATGGTCTTAAAATTGTATTAGATCTTTGCTGGGGGTCTGCAACAGTATGTGGAGCTGAATTGTTTCAAGTCCTAGGTGCAGATGTTATCGCCTTACATGCTGAGCCAAATGGCCTTAAAATCAATACTAACTGCGGTAGTACACATTTAAAACCATTACAGCGAGCTGTTCTTGAAAATGGTGCTGATATGGGGTTTAGTTTTGATGGTGATGCTGATCGAATGCTTGCAGTCGATAGTCAAGGAAGAATTCTTGATGGGGACCAAATCCTTTATTTATGGGGATCTGCGTTGATGGATAAAGGCAAATTACCAGGAAATAAATTGGTTGCAACTATAATGTCCAACCTAGCTTTTGAAAAAATCTGGAATTCTCGCGGTGGAGTGTTAGAACGAACATCTGTAGGTGATCAATATGTTTATGAAGCTATGGAGACCACAGGTGCTGCACTTGGTGGTGAGCAATCTGGTCATATACTCTCCATTCAAAATAATATGAGTGGTGATGGTCTACTTACAGCATTACACGTTGCTACTTTAATACAAGCCTCAGGCAGTAGTTTATCTACTTGGATGAACTCTAGCTTTGTAGCATATCCCCAAAAACTATTGAGCGTACGGATTTCAACATCTAGCAGTCGTCATAAATGGCAACAGAGCGATGAAGTCAGACAAGTTTTGGAAGAAAGCAAAACCGCTATGAATAGTAATGGACGCATCTTAATTCGTGCTAGTGGTACAGAACCAGTATTACGTATTATGGTGGAGGCAATCAACATGGAGATTGTTGATTATTGGTCAAAAAAACTTGTACTTGCTATTGAGAACAGTTTTCCTCGGTAAATATTTGAACCTAATATTGCAATAATAAAAGTCAATTATAGAGTAGTCTTTAGTTTCGCGAACTTTAATATATCTAACTCACTGCAAGTAAAAGATATACAGTGTCAAATCATGTTTCTTCTACGTATTAGTATATGCAATAAAATCATTAACTTCTGCACATCTTACTTATAACATAGTCTGACTCATTATCGCCATAGTGGTAACCACCACATGTAATTATAGAGATACGGGAGTATGAAAATTTCTGAATTCTTGGTCCCAAAAAGCGTGTCAGGAATACTTTAAATTAATAGCCTGAGGATACCTAATAACTGCTATTATTGACAACGACAAGTGCTAATGATGTCTTGAGATATTGGAGAATTCTTTACTCACCGTTAATATCGTCAAGTGGAACTATAAAATTGTAATACTGGTGTAAAGACTGATATTAATTCGGTAATTAATAGAGTAATTACAGACTGATCTCGCTAGACTTGTGATATCATTAGTGATTTTGAGGTGAATTGTTAAACTTATATATAGCTTATCATTTTGCTTAACGCTTGAAAAGCCTCTGCTAGGTGCAAGCGAAAAACTTATTGCTAAAAGATTTATAAATAAAAGGATAATTAACGAACAGCAATATGGGTTATCAATTCGCTATGCTAACAGTAGCGGTACATTATTACGTTTAAAAGATACTCTATAGACTGGGAGTCCTTTACTTATAACATAGCGTTCTCTTTCTGTGGGCACTAGTAAGGGATTTGTACCATTACAAATAGTTTTTTCATCTCTGCATCGATCAAAATAACCAGTTAATTCTGTTATAGCTATCATCTCATCAATTACTTCCTTGACATCACTTTGAAAGAAAAGGTGGTTACCTTCTGTAAGACCTTTGGCAATTACTAATAAAAAGCTAGGTTTAAGAATCCGTCTTTTAAGATGCTTTTTTTTAAACCATGGATCTGGAAACTGAATGCTAACTCGCTTAATTTGACCTGGTTGAAGGCTCTCTAACCAATTCTTCAAACTGACATTAGCATTGCAAAAAACATAGTATAGATTAGATAAACCCAGAGCCTTTCGGTCGGATTCTGCCGTTGTGACTAATGGTCCCCTGATCTCAATCCCTAAATAATTCCAGGTGGGTTCCATTTGAGCTACTTTTAGTAAAAAGCGGCCTCTCGCACAACCTATATCTAAATGAATGGGAAGGCTAGTATCTTTGAAAAGAGTCGTGATGGGCGGAAATTCAACTGGTATTTGAAAAAAACGACTCAAAGGGTTAACGTGTTGTCTCATAATAGAAAGGCTAAATAGAAATTGTATAAGTCCTATGACGTTATTTCTTCGACATTACTTATCAAATTTACAAGCTATCTATTTCTATCGAGTTTATCTGTTCAAAGCCTAAATTCTAAGGGAAATTGAATAGGATTATGAATGGCCCATTTAGTCTATAATTGAGTTCTTTTTCTCTCTAGCATTTAATGACTATCTCGGAAAAGAACTTTTAAGCATTATAATATTTTAACCGAGCTTAATTGATATTTCACTCTTAAGTTATTTCAGTTGCGAATTAAGAAATTATGAGATTGAAAGCTAAATGTAACAATAGCGATATAGTCTTAGACTATCTTTATGCTTAAACTAGAATATTATCCCCTGCTCTGGATTGATTACCATGCCTCTGCAATTTTAATCATCGGAATTCCTATATTGTTAACAGGTTGGGCTCTCAGAAAACGGGAAAAATCAATAATACGCTTGTTGGAAATTTATTGGAAAACAAGTAGCTTGTTGCCCTGCATAATGCTATTTCCACCTCAACAGTATCACATTGTATATCTTGGCAATTTTATCGCTAAACTTTTGATGATTCTTTCTTTATGGTTTTGGATAGACTTAAATGAAGAGCTTGCACATCTTCCGTCTTGTGGTGGACTAACTTTCGTCATTCGTAGTTGGCGCTGGACTACTAGTTTTTTTTGTATAGGGAGCGGAGCACTTAGCGCTACAGCTTTAAATTGTTGTATTAATAATTCTATTAATCCTAATTGTGAACCCTGGCTTGAAATCTCAAGAAGTCTATACCGGTTCAATTTTGAGGCATTCGGATTTATATTCGGTGGCTACTGGAATGCTTCCATACCACTACTGATAGGATCAGTGTCATTATCTATCTATGTCTTTTCTTTTCTTCATTGGGTGGTTTTTACTTTGCCATACCGAGGACGTATTGCTGGCAACTTTTAGTACTCTTTACATAAGAAGCTTTCTGTATCCAATGTAAAATTCGGACAATTTAAAATATTTGTATCCTCACAGACTATAGTCAAATATTTATGTAGGGTAAGGACTCTATTCTTTTATGTAAAACAAACATAAGACATCTAAGTAATATTTCGTATTCATAATAATCCCCTCGGCCCCTGAATTTTTTGAACAAAATATAGCAATTGATTTTACTGGTTAGTTCTTTGGACTACCGACTTATCTAACAACGCTTTAGTACCTCTGTACAACGATAACAGAGACTCGATGATTCTTGATTTTTCCCAACTTCCTCTTCATAGTGCCAGCATCGCTCACATTTCTGACCGTCCGCTTTTGTTATATGAATAGTAACGTTGTCAATTTCATTTTTTGGTTTGGTCGTATTTATGCTACCGGGAAATGTTTTGCCGCCCAATTGCAACTGTGATACCAAAAGCCAATCACGTAATATATCAACCTCTCTATTGCCATCCCGTTCTAGCATTTCGATAGCGCTAACTATAGATTTATCCTTAGTCTCTAATATTACTTTAGCATCTAGAGATGCTTTGATTATCCCAGTATTACGTGTAACTTCTAACTGACGGTTTACAGTACCTCTCAGATCACGCAGTATACTTACAGGCAATTTTAAGTTTTCATGGCGCCAGCTTTGAGGTGCCGCTGACCAGGTACAGTTAAAGATTGATTTCTCAGGTACAGAATAAGGCAAATTCTGCCAAATATCTTCAGCCATATGACACATTACTGGGGCTATTAGGCTTGCGAGCCGTTCTAATACTAAAGCTAGTACTGTTTGACAACTACGTCGACGTGCATCATTTGGAGCACTTACATAAAGGCGATCCTTTGCAATATCTAAGTAGAAATTTGATAAATCGACAACGCAAAAATTTTGCAGCGTTTGAAAAAAGCGAAAAAACTCAAATTTCTCAAATGCTATAGTAATTTCATCTACTATTTCAGCTGTTCTGTGAAGCATCCACTTATCTAAAATAGGGAACTCTTCAATAGAAATTGCGTCTATCTTTGGCTCAAAATCATGTAAATTCCCTAAGAGATATCGTGCGGTATTCCTAACTTTCCTGTAAACTTCAGAAAGCTGTTTGAGTGCACTTGAGCCAATTGAAACATCCCCTGAATAATCAACTGAGCTAACCCATAGTCTAAGTATATCAGCACCGTAAGGTGGCTGATCTTTATGATTCTTACCACCTTTAAGAATTACTGCTGGATCTATTATATTACCCAACGATTTACTCATTTTGCGACCTTTTTCATCAAGGACAAAACCATGCGTGATTACTCTCTTGTACGGAGCACAACCATTAACTGCTGTAGAGGTCAATAAAGAAGATTGGAACCAACCTCTATGTTGGTCTGAACCCTCCAAATATAAATCTGCAGGGAAAGTCAATCCACTCCGCTTAGAAAGTACTGCGGCCCAGCTAGATCCAGAGTCAAACCATACATCCATTGTATCAGAACCTTTTTTCCACCTATCGGCTTCTTTTGAGTAGCATGGGGGCAGTAAGTCAACCTCATCCAGTGTCCACCAAATATCGGAACCATGTTTCTCAATTAGCTCTTTAATATGATTCAGAGTTATTTCGTTAAGAAGGATTTCGCTAGTGGTGTAATCATAAAAAACCGGAATAGGTACACCCCAAGTTCGCTGACGCGAAATACACCAGTCCCCTCTTTCCCTTACCATTGCTTCAATGCGATTACGACCACTTTCTGGGATCCATTGGACTGCATTAATAGCTGATAAAGCTGCTTCTCTAAAACCATCTATAGATGCAAACCATTGCTCTGTAGCACGGAATATGGTTGGCTTTTTAGTACGCCAATCGTATGGATAACGATGAACATAATTCTTCTTTTTGAGTAATACCCCTGCATTTTCAAGAGATTCTATAATATTATTATTAGCATCTATTAATACATTAAGGCCTGAAAAGGGCCCCGTGGCAGTACTCAGTGTCCCTGACTCATCTACTGGACAAAATACAGGCAGATTATATTTGTTGCCGGTGTTGAAATCATCTAGGCCGTGTCCAGGAGCGGTATGGACTAGACCTGTTCCTGAATCTGTAGTTATATAATCTCCACCCAAAACGACAGTACTAATTCTATCTACTAAGGGATGAGAATAATTGAGTCCTTCTAATTCAGAACCTGGTACTTGAGAATGTACAGTCAAGGACAAATCTAGGATTTGAGATAGTTCATCTATTAAATTACTTGCCACGATCATATAGTTACCTTGTTTATTGCTAACAACACTGTACGATAGTCCAGGATTTACTGATATTGCGAGATTAGAGAGTAATGTCCAAGGTGTTGTGGTCCATATTGCTAATGATAATTTATGGTGAGGCTTTGGCAATCCTTTGTTAAAAGTTATCCCCTGTCTTAGCAAGTTTTCTTTAAGTGAAGTCGGCAAACTAGTTACATTAAAGGAAACATATATGCTCGGACTAGTATGTCCATCTGGATATTCTAACTCTGCTTCGGCTAAAGCTGTAAGGGAACTGGGACTCCAATGGACTGGTTTAAGTCCACGATAAATATGCCCAGCTAGGACCATTTTCCCAAAAACATCAATTTGGCTAGATTCGTAGTCTTTTTCGAACGTTAAATAGGGCTTATCCCATTCTCCCCAAATTCCCCAGCGCATAAAACCAGCTTTTTGTATATCGATCTGTGTTTCTGCATAAGCTTTAGCTTTCGTCCGTAATGACATAGGCGTCAAAGTCTTACGTTCCTCGTTGGTTAGACTTTGTAATACTTTTAATTCGATGGGGAGACCGTGACAATCCCACCCTGGGATGAAATGTACTTTGTGCCCTTTAAGTAAGTGATACTTGTTGATGATATCTTTAAGAACTTTATTTAGAACGTGTCCCATATGTAAATCTCCATTTGAATATGGAGGACCATCGTGTAAAACAAATGGTTCGCCTGTATTTTTATCGTTCAATCGCTCGTAAACTTTCTCTTGTCTCCAAAAAGATTGTAATTCCGGTTCGCGGGTTGTGGCATTAGCACGCATATTAAACGGTGTTTTTAGTAGATTTAGAGTATCTTTATACGAGGAGGCGGAATTGGTAGTCAAAATATGTGGGGTAGCGACTGGTAATTATCAGTCGCTACCCCACATATTTTGACTACCAATTCCGCCTCCTCGTAATCACAGTAAGTAACTCGACATACTGTAGCAATGGGGGAATTTCAGGTAGCGTTGCTTTTTCCAAAGCAGAATAGGACCAAAAACAATACTGCAATAAGATGACGAACCAGTGTTCAGAAGGCAACACAGAAGTCTATGTATTGTGATCACCTACCTAATGTTGTGTTTCGCCCACCTGGCGGAATTGGTAGACGCGCTGGTTTTAGGTACCAGTGGCTTCGGTCGTGGGGGTTCAAGTCCCCCGGTGGGCATTTTTTGATAAACCAACAGTCGTAAATTCTTATGGCCTATAGTGATGAAGTTCAATAAAGTATCAGGCATACTTCATTAATCTATGACCAAAACTTTGATCGCCCCTAGTGATGCACCCGCTACGCAGGATGCGGTCAGGGTTCGATTAGCATCAGTTCCTCGAGAATTCCTTGATTCACCTAGTAATCTTAATCCTACAGTTGCATTATTCTGCGGGGGATACTTACTTGCAGTTCTCACTATATGGGGATGGTTTATAGGCGGTTGGCCATTACCATTACTTCTCCTAACAGGCTTTTTAGCATTACATATGGAAGGAACTGTTATACATGATGCTTGTCATAATGCCGCACACCCAATACCCTGGTTTAATATGGCCATGGGGCATGGTGCAGCCATGCTATTAGGCTTTAGCTTTCCTGTTTTCACGCGGGTTCATTTACAACATCATGCTCATGTGAATGACCCCAAACAAGATCCAGATCATATTGTAAGTACATTTGGTCCGCTTTGGCTTATTGCACCACGTTTTTTTTATCATGAGTATTTTTTCTTCAAACATCGTCTTTGGCATCGTTATGAGTTAATAGAATGGGCATTAGCAAGAGGTCTATTCCTCTCAATCATTGTAGCCGCAATTCACTATAATTTTCTTCCCTTCATTTTCAATTGTTGGTTCGCACCAGCATTAATGGTCGGGGTTACCTTAGGACTTTTCTTTGATTACTTACCTCATCGCCCATTCCAATCGCGAAACCGCTGGCTGAACGCACGTGTCTATCCAGGAAGGCTGATGAATTGGTTGATCATGGGCCAAAATTATCATCTGATCCACCATTTATGGCCGTCCATCCCCTGGTTTGAATACAGACCTGCGTATCATGCAACTAAACCCTTATTAGATGCTAAAGGATCCCCACAGCGTTTGGGTATTTTTGAGACTAGAGCTGACGGCCTGAATTTTCTGTACGATATTTTGTTGGGTGTTCGTAGTCATCAAAGAGGAAGAAGTAAACTTCGGCCAATAGCATCTATTCTGCCTACTCGTAAACTACGTCGTAATTGGTTACATCTGTTAAGGAATACAGCTGTAACACCATAAATCTACAGTAGTCCTAGCTAACCAAAATCTTAGGTACCCTAAAGAAATCACCTTCTCTCTGAGGGGCTAAATCTAGCAACTCTTCTCTTATATTCTCAGATGTTACTTTATCTTCGTGAGTTATGTTAACCACTTCCACAGCGCGAGTAGTCGGAGGAACCGTTTGTGTATCTATTTTGCCTAGCTGTTCAACATATGTCAAAATTCGTTCTAATTGACCTGCATATGTAATAATTTTATCTTCAGGTAGGCTCAGTCGACTTAGAACACTCGCTTTTTTTACGTCATCTTCAGTAATCTTACTCATATCAAGAAATTTGGAGCTTGAATTAACTTAACCATATCTGTGCACAATTTCAGCTTTTTCTCGCAGTAGCGTGAAACATAGTTCAGCTTATAATATGTTTTGATCGATATATATAAACCTCGAAGAGAACGAGCTTTTTTTTTATTTAAACAACTGCGACTGTATTTTTAACTAATAACAAAGCTTTGTCCTTAGGATAAGATGTAAATGAGAACCTAAACTTATTAAGAGATAAAAGAATTAAGTTACTTCACAGATGATTTAATTTTAAAGATTTCTTGATTGATCGAATAACAATAGACATAACTATTTATGTTCATTCAACAGAGTATTGTTTATGTACTTTATTTCTTTCATCTTGTATGAGGTAGAATCAGACCTTAACCGTATTATTTTTTGGACGACTATCTCAGTCTTTAATCGGTAATAAAGTCAACGTAATTAGCAATTCTAACTAATTTCACAGATTTAATTAACAACTATAATGGAAGAAATGATCATACTGTTAACCTCACCAGCCAAATGACTAATCCTATAAATTACGAATCAAGGCTGTGAAGAGAAGTCTCAGGAACGTCCATCATCCTTAAGATGGAAGACAGCCGGCCTGTTGGCCCATGCTGTATCGCAAGCTTCATCGCTTCTATAGTAACAAGCAACCTGTATGGATTTTCTTACGAGATCAACAGCGTTGGGTTGAGGAGGCACTTGTTGTTGAAATAGAGGGGGACCTGGTGACTATTCGCTATGATGCTGCTGATGATGACGAACACCATAGCTGGGAAGAGAGTATAAGGCTTGATTCAATTGGAGCTGTTAGCACACGTTTGGCAGTCTTTAATAGTACAACAGTTATGGAGGATCTAGAAACAACAAATGATTGTCCAGAATCAGAACACCTAAATCAAAAGAATTAAACAATAGGTCAACTTTCTTGGTTTAGATTCTCCCGCTTCAATAGGGGCATTGAAACAGCATTTTGCAATAATATATTGTGCTTGGAATAAATACTATTATTCACAACCAAAAAACATTTCTATAATGTTAGCATTATCTTGGATGGAATTCCCTTCTCTTGGTATTATTATTTTTCTATTTTTGAAGAAATTGTAAGCGTTTCAATTGTTGATTAGACGTATGACTGTGAAATCAATTACACGGAGGGATAAGCTTGTTTTTCAGCCTCTTCTGCCTATGTAATGATTGCTGTATTACAGTAGTTTGAATCCTTCGAGAAGAAGACCATATAAGAGCCCGATCCGAAACATGTCAAGCATGTGTAATGGTAACCGCTGATTGAATGAATAATACATGTGTCGTCTTACCCTTAAAGCTACCTCAATAAAGAGGACCACTACCAACGCCCCAGTGGTATCCATTACAGAAAGAGCGCCACTAACAGTTCCAATGATAGTTCCCCAAAAAAAACCAATTAGCAAGGTTATTGTCAGTAGAGAGATTCTCCGCCATGGATTGGCAACCCAAATTATAAATCCTTGAAAGAGTTGGGTGAATTTTTGACGTAAGCGTGTTTTTTGCAAAGGTTTTATACTATTAAAAAAAAGAGGATCGATGATAAATTGTAATTGAATGCCATCACTATAGGATAGCAAATATCTCCTTCCAAGAACTAGGAAAATGCTGATAACATTATATCCATACCTTTCAGTTTCCTTTAGATAAGATATAATCAGAGCCAATATAGTGAAAGGGCTTCAGCCCACAGTGAGATCGAGTTACGGTGTGAATTATTTTCAAGAGTCACTATCCTTATTTTTACGAGAACCTTTCCCCTCTAACAACTCTACAACAGCTTCCATTTGAGACATTACACCACGTATTTCATCAGGTCCTGGGAGGAGACCGTCTTCTATTATTCCTTGATGCATTTCGCGTAACTCTTGACGGATATATCGTAAATGGCTCACCACTTGTTCTCTTTTGGACTGCGACATTGCTTTTTGCCCTGATCCTATATCCTTTTTACTCCATTGGCGCTCACGAGTAATTCGAATACCATTTAAATGTATTACGAAGTTTATTATCTCCATAATGGTAGTATTGAAAGAAAATTTCTGCTGGAATAAACATAACAATATTGAAATTCAACATTATCATGAATGAAACTGGATTCAAGGTCAATTGCTGTAGAAATAGACATGGACTTACGATTTCTCATTTGGAATAATGAGATAAATTTCCTATCTTTTTTTGCTAATTATGTGACTTCTGTATTAGGTTTCAGATCTTACTAACTGCAATGGAGAATAGGGGACTCGAACCCCTGGCCTCTGCGGTGCGATCGCAGCACTCTACCAACTGAGCTAATTCCCCAGTTATTTTAGGTTAGCTGAATCAATGCATAAATAACTTAAAGCATTGATTAAAGTTTTCACGAAAAGAGAAGGTCAATACCATGCACCTCTAAATTAAGACTTAAATCAACAAGAGCTTATGACTAAAACATATACCAAGCATTGAATTTGGAGGTATTAGTCCTGAAGAATGAAATGTCCACTCTTCTAAACCTATATAGAAACCTTCAATTTCCTTTTGCCCTCGCCTACAGGTTGTTGAGAGCTTTTAAATCCTATCCGGAACGGAGGTTTAACACCTGTAGGATTCGCCACAGGTGTACTCGAACTCAAGGCTTCCTAGCCTGTGCGGCTTCCCTCCATGCGTTTTCGTCCTCTGCTGGCTCTCACGCTAGCCTTTTGTCTAACCGTTCTCACTGCCTGTGGCGGTGGGTCTAAGGCTGTTGATCGTAGCAATGTTACTTATCAAGACATTGTTAACACAGGTAAGGCTAATGATTGCCCTACCCTCCCCGACACTGCTCGTGGTTCTATTAGCTTAGACCAGTCTAACAAATACCAACTCAGTGAGATCTGTTTACATCCAACTGAGGTATTTGTGAAGGGCGAACCCACCAATAAACGTCAAGAAGCCCAATTTGTTGCCGGCAAAATCTTGACCCGCTACACATCCAGTCTTGACCAGATTTATGGAGATTTAAATGTAAAAGGAGATACACTAACATTTAAAGAGAAGGGTGGTATAGATTTCCAGCCGATCACTGTGCTTCTTCCTGGTGGTGAGGAAGTTCCATTTACTTTCTCTATGAAAGAGTTAGAAGCAACAGCACAAGGCGCTGCTATTTCTACGAATACAGATTTCGAAGGTTCCTACAGAACTCCCAGCTATCGTACCAGTAATTTCCTTGACCCCAAAGGTAGAGGATTAACGACAGGGTACGGTGCAGCTGTTGGTTTACCTTCTGCTGATAATGAGGAACTTGCATCAGAAAATGTAAAACGCTACGTTGATGGTACTGGCAAAATGAGCCTCTTCATCAACAAGGTTGATCCTGCAACAGGGGAATTTGCTGGTGTCTTTACTGCTGTTCAACCGTCTGATACAGATATGGGTGGAAAACAGGCAGTAGACGTAAAGCTTACTGGTCAATTATACGGTCGTCTTGAAGAAGGCTAAGATTCTTATTTCAGTGAATATTTGGAGGGGGCTTTTAGCCCCCTTCTCATTTGGTTACATACTCACAGTCGAATAGACTTTCTGCAAAGCCTTTTCTTTTGAAAAACTGCTCTGATATTTTTCTCTTGTGATCAATGACTCAAACTTCAGTTTCTAACCTTCATCATCAAGAAAGAGATGGGTTAATTGAACCTCACGGTGGACATTTGATAGATTTAAGAGTGAGCGAATCTGAAGGTTCCACACTGAGGTCTAAGGTTAACCATATCCTTGAATGTTCTCACCGTAATGCTTGTGATGTAGAATTATTAATGGTGGGTGGTTTTTCACCACTGAAAGGTTTCATGAATGAAAATGATTATGACCTAGTAGTTAGCTCTCACAGAATATCCTCGCAGCTACTTTTTGGTCTACCAATCGTGATGGATACAGATCGAGAGGATATTGCGGTTGGACAGTATATCCTACTACGATACCAAGGCCGTGATTTGGCAATAATGAAAGTAGATAGCAAATGGGAACCTAACAAACCCCTTGAAGCTTTAAATTGTTATGGGACTACATCGATAGAGCATCCTGCAGTAAGGATGATAACATCTGAGAGAGGAAAATTCTATTTAGGAGGTCCGGTATATGGTCTTGATTTACCTCAACGTATATTTCCCTGTAAGACACCACTTGAGGTACGAGCGGAATTACCAAAATATGAAGATGTTGTAGCGTTCCAATGTCGTAATCCTATTCATAGAGCTCACTATGAACTGTTTACACGCGCGCTACACGCTGAAAATGTCAGCCCCAATGCGGTTGTATTGGTACATCCTACGTGTGGTCCAACTCAAGGGGATGATATCTCTGGAGAAGTACGATTCAAAACGTACGAGTGTTTAGCTGCTGAAGTTAAAAACCCTCGAATTCGTTGGGCTTACCTTCCTTATTCAATGCATATGGCAGGTCCGCGTGAAGCGCTACAGCACATGATTATAAGAAAGAATTATGGTTGCACCCATTTTATAATTGGTCGTGATATGGCTGGATGTAAATCATCCCTAACAGGGAAAGATTTTTATGGGCCGTACAATGCCCAAAATTTTGCTGCAAGTGTCGCGCCTGAGTTAAAGATGCAGACCGTACCTTCCTTAAATCTTGTATATACAGAAGAAAAAGGTTATGTAGTTGCTGACGAGGCTGAAAAGGAGGGCTTACATATTAAAAAGCTCAGTGGTACTGAGTTTCGGAAAATGTTACGGAGTGGTCAAGATATTCCTGAGTGGTTTGCTTTTCGTAGTGTAGTAGAAGTTTTGCGAAATGCTTGAGATTTTCGTGACTAGTCAAGATTCCCTTTATCCTTAAAAAGTATATGTGTGCTAAAATCTGGATAAATGGAATGTCTTAGGAGTATAATTCTCTAAAGTCAACGACTTGACAATGAAACTTCAAATCGTAACTATTGAGAAACACCTAATTTAGAGTTTCCCTAAGTCAAACTTAAATATTTCTTCCTTGCTACCAATCGTTGAATAGCTGGTACATAGCCGAACCGTACCGTTATTAGAATTGTCATTACAAGAGTTTAATCAACTAAACTATCTCATTTACAGATTTATTAACATTGCATAATGCTTAACTATCGGAATATTCATGAGTTTGCGATTAATCCCGAAGAACTTATTTCTTCACTACGTCAACAACCGATACTAATTGTAATACGCCCAACTGATTTTCAAGCTGCTGATAGACAAATTGCTAGGTTACATGCTGCAGGTTTTCGTCATATAGAGATAGCTTGGACACCCAACCAAATTTGGGAAAACTGGGCTTATCATTGGCAAGAAAAATTTCCGTCATTATATTTCGGAGCAGCGTCTATTACTTGTCTTCAAGGATTAGAAGCAGCTCACAGAGTGGGTTTTCATTATTCTGTATCACCTATACTAAATGAAACTTTACTCAGTCGCTCCCGCCAATTAAATATGCTTTTAATCCCAGGCGTATTTTCTCCTACAGAGGTACATAAATCTATCCAATTAGGATGTAAGATGATAAAACTTTTCCCAGCACAGTTTCTAGGTCCTTACTATTGGAGACAATTAAGTGCACCCTTAAGTCCCCTACCATTTTGTTTAGCAGCTGGCGGGATTCAAATAAGGGATGTACCACTCTGGTTAAGTGCAGGTGTTAATGCTATAGCACTTGGCCAACAGTCTTTAGACTCTTATATGCCTGAAATGTTTGCAGTTAATGGTGATTGTACTAATATGGCCAACATTCGTTAATTACAATCTTTATAGTGAGAAGTATAAAATGCATTACGCTACTATTCTGCCCTAGGGTATATGAACATATTATCCCAGTGTACTATTTCCTAATCTTTCCAAAGTTTACACTGCCCCTGTTGTCTGAGGACATGGTCTGCCAATACCAGTGCGACCATGGAATCTACCATTGGGACTGCACGTGGTAAAACACATGGATCATGCCTGCCTTTTGCAGCCAAGATCGTCGGCGAGCCGAGAGAATTTATAGTCTTTTGAGCCTTCCTTATAGTAGCTGTTGGCTTGAAGGCTATTCTTAAGTGTATTTTCTCACCATTGCTTATTCCTCCTTGTATTCCACCTGAATTATTAGTTGCGGTAGACAGACTGCCTTGATTTCTCTCTAGGAATGGATCATTATGTTCACTGCCTTTAAGTAAAATACTAGAGAAACCTGAACCTATTTCAAATCCTTTGGTTGCAGGTAGTGACATTAATGCTTTTGCGAGATCCGCTTCTAATTTGTCAAATACAGGCATCCCTAAACCTATTGGTGGATGATGAACGATGCATTCGATAATTCCACCACAGGAGTCACCTTGATTGCCAATTTTGCGTATATGCTCAATCATCTCATTAGCCGCTAACTTATCAGGACAACGAACAATGTTACTCTCAACAGCATCTAAAGTTACCTTAGAGGGATCCAAGTTTGCTCTTATGGTATGAATTTGACTAACCCAAGCAATAATTTCTGTGTTATTTACCTTTGCTAGTAGTTGTTTCGCTATGGCCCCTCCAGCCACTCTACCGATAGTTTCACGTGCTGAAGCTCGTCCACCACCACTTCCTACCTGAATACCATATTTCCCCTGGTAAGTTGCATCTGCATGCGAGGGACGGAAAGCGACTTGCATTTCTTTGTAATCACCAGGTCTTTGATCTTTATTTCTCACTATCATTGCGATAGGTGTACCTAATGTGACACCATTTAAAAGACCACTTAATATTTCTACCTGATCGGCTTCCTTACGTGGAGTGGTAATATTACTTTGACCAGGTCTACGTCGATCAAGTTCCGCTTGAATTAGGTGTTCGTTTATCTTTAATCTTGGTGGGCATCCGTCCACAATTACCCCTACACCTCCACCGTGTGATTCCCCAAAAGTACTAATACGGAAAAGGGTGCCAAAAGTGTTGCCCATGATTGATTCGACTAAGATTAAGAGAAGAGTTTTTCATTTGTTTGACTCTAAACTCTGAACTTAAAGTCTCACACCCATCTTAATCTCTATATCTGCTTTTAATTAACCAACCATAAGCTTGCAAGCTTATGGTTGGTTAATTAAAAGCAGATAGTCTCTACCTCAACCGAAGCTAAATAGAAAACCCTGTACTATACTGGTTAACCAATTACAGGAGCTGTTAAAGCAACAGGAGTTGCCTCAGCAACTACTCAGTCAAGAGGGAAGCTGTGAGCGTTACGCTCGTGGATTACTTCCATACCAAGGTTAGCACGGTTGAGCAAATCAGCCCAAGTGTTCACAACACGACCTTGACCATCAAGGATGGACTGGTTGAAGTTGAAAGCCATGGTGCTTACACCCAAGGTAGTGAACCAGATGCCTACTACTGTCCAAGCTGCTAAGAAGAAGTGCAGACTACGGTTGTTGTTGAAGGAAGCATACCGGAAAATTAGACGGCCGAAGTAGCCGTGAGCAGCAACGATGTTGTAGGTCTCTTCTTCTTGACCAAACTTATAGCCATAGTTCTGAGATTCGCTCTCGGTGGTTTCACGCACCAAAGAAGAAGTAACCAAAGAACCGTGCATTGCGGAGAATAAGCTTCCACCTAATACATTCAGCTACACCCAACATATGGAATGGGTGCATCAGAATGTTGTGCTCAGCCTGGAATACCAACATGAAGTTGAAAGTTCCAGAGATGCCGAGGGGCATACCATCAGAGAATGAACCCTGACCGAAAGGATATACGAGGAATACTACAGAAGCAGCTGCTACGGGATCGCTGTAAGCCACACAGATCCAAGGACGTATACCTAGACGGTAGGAAAGATCCCACTCACGACCCATGTAGCAGAAAACGCCAATGAGGAAGTGGAAAATTACCAACTGGTAAGGACCACCATTATAGAGCCACTCGTCGAGGCTAGCGGCTTCCCAAACGGGGTAGAAGTGCAGACCGATTGCGTTGCTAGAAGGAAGAACAGCACCACTGATGATGTTGTTCCCGTAAATCAGAGAGCCAGCAACAGGCTCACGGATTCCGTCGATACTGACAGGAGATGCAGCGATGAACGCTACGATAAAGCAAATAGTTGCTGCTAGTAGTGTTAGGATCATCAATACACCGAACCAGCCCACATAAAGGCGGTTGTTGGTGGAAGTAACCTAGTCACAGAACTGGTTCCACGCAGAAGCGCCTTGGCGCTGCTGAAGAGTGGTAGTCATGAAAGTAGACGAGAGTGCCCCCGTGGGGACGAGTATTAATTACAGGGAGGCTCATTACCTACCGTGTCTCGCACATTAACTCAAGATTGTCTCCTTGGCTTTTATATTTTGAGTACTGCTGACTCAGCTATCTCAAAAACGTTGTTATTCTCTAATTGTGTTTGAGCTTAAAGCCTTGAGAACACTATCATTTACGTATCCGAAATCTCAATATTGCAATCTTAGTAGTGAAGAACGAGTTTTGTTTGTTAGGTTACCTTGTAACCCCATTTTCCCGATAGGGCCCATATACCTAGCCGACCACCTACATAAAAAATTTCCTGAATTACCTCAGCGTATCTTAGATCTTGCAGCTTTACCCTTAGCAGATGTGGGTCGAGTATTACTCACTACAATCGAAAGATTTCACCCAACATTGTTGGTTTTCTCCTGGAGAGATATTCAAATTTATGCACCAGTTGATGGACGTGGCGGTAACCCATTACAGAACTCGTTTGAAGTATTTTACAGCCGCCACCCTTTTAAGAAACTTAGGGGAGCATTGGGTGGATTACATCTTATGCGATCATTTTACAGTGAATTATGGCGTAACCTAAGATTGATCCATAAAGGGTTAAGAAAGGCGAGACAATATGAATCGCGAGCTCGTATTGTATTAGGTGGAGGAGCCGTTAGTGTGTTCTATGAACAGCTGAGTAAAGGTCTACCTAGAGGTACTATCATATCAATAGGAGAAGGAGAACAATTACTGGAAAAACTATTGCAAGGTAAGTCACTAGAGCAAGAAAGATGTTTTGTAGCTGGTGACCTACCAAGACAAGGATTAATACATGAGCAACCTACAGTTACAATAAAGACTGCATGTGATTATAGTTATATCCAATCAATTTGGCCACAACTAAATTGGTATTTAGAGAGTAAGGATTTCTACATAGGTGTCCAAACAAAACGTGGATGTCCTCACAATTGTTGTTATTGTATATATACAGTTGTCGAAGGGAAGCAAGTCCGAGTAAATCCCATCACAGAGGTAGTAGAAGAAATGCGACAACTGTACAGTAGAGGAGTGCGTAGTTTCTGGTTCACAGACGCTCAATTTATTCCTGCTCGCCGCTATATTGAAGATACAAAACTATTGTTGCGAGCTATACAAACTGAAGGTCTAAAAGATATTAATTGGGCTGCCTATATCCGTGCTGACAATCTAGATGCCGAATTAGCTGAGCTAATGGTTGCAACTGGTATGAGCTATTTTGAGATAGGTATTACTTCAGGTTCACAGGAATTAGTACGCAAAATGAGAATGGGATATAATTTGCGGACCGTATTGGAGAATTGTTGGCTACTAGCAAGAGCAGGATTTCGGGATCATGTATCAGTTAATTACTCGTTCAATGTAATTGACGAGAGACCTGAAACTATTCGTCAAACTATCGCATACCATAGAGAGCTTGAACGGATTTTCGGCCAAGAGAAGATTGAACCATCAATATTCTTTATAGGGTTACAACCTCATACTCACTTGGAACAGTATGGTTTTGATAAGGGTCTGTTGCAACCAGGATACAATCCTATGAGTATGATGCCTTGGACTGCACGAAAACTTCTTTGGAACCCTGAACCCATGGGGAGTATTTTCGGTAGTATATGTTTAGAAGCTTTTGAAAAAGACCCTAATAATTTTGGACGTACAGTAATGAAATTACTTGAAGATACTTATGGTTCGGCCCCACTAGAAGAAGCACTTCGGTCACCAGTGCAAGGCCAAAAAGCCTTAGCTAAAGCAGTTTACTGATATCTAAATCAATAAAGGAGTTGTACTAATGCTATACTAAAAGATTATCCTTCGGTTAAGAATATACCTTGGATTAGAAAATCACTGAATTAACTACATATATATATGAACAGACTTGTAAAAATCCATTTTTGTTTACGCTTAACATGAAAATGATATCTAACTTATTGCGTTACCGTTCAGAGCATTTTCTCTTTGAGGAATCAGTTTAAAAATAGACAAGACTAAAATTTTACGATCGAAAAATACATTTTAGATTTTTCAATCTAATAACTAAATGTATTTGGAGTCAATACATAGACGTAATACGGTTCATGGCTGTTTCTACGTTAATACGACTATTAAAAGCTGAAAGTCGTAAGTAACCTTCGCCAGCTTTTCCGAAACCACTCCCTGGCGTTCCGACAACATTGGCCTGTTTTAGTAAATGATCAAAAAAGTCCCACGAAGTTTGTCCTACCGGATTTTTCACCCATACATAAGGCGCATGTTGTCCTCCATAGATGTTGAATCCAACCTTCTCTAGCTCTTTATAAATTATCGTCGCATTTGTCATATAAAAGTTAATTAACTGTTTAATCTCTTTCTGCCCTTCTGCAGAATAAATAGCTTCAGCACCACGTTGTACTATGTAACTAACACCATTAAACTTTGTGGATTGTCGTCTCATCCATAGGTCCCAAATTTTTACTTTGTTTCCTTCGTGATTAATACCTGTAATATCTTTAGGTATCACACTAAATGCACATCTAGTACCTGTAAATCCAGCAGTTTTGGAGAAGGACCGGAATTCAATTGCACATTGACGTGCACCATTAATGTCGAAAATTGAATGAGGTAAGTCAGGATCCTGGATAAATGCCTCGTATGCAGCATCAAACAGTATTAGAGATCCATGTTTCAATGCATAATTCACCCATTCCTCCAGATGAGATTTCGTTGCTATAGCCCCAGTAGGATTATTAGGAAAACAAAGATAAATAATATCTATTTTCTTCTTTGGTAACGAAGCTATGAAATTATTGTCAGCAGTAATTGGTAAATAAGTTAATCCCTCATAATATCCTTCACTAGAGATGTCACCAGTGTGGCCTGCCATCACGTTACTATCAATATAGACAGGATAGACAGGATCAGTAACGGCGATACTGTTATTTTTACTAAGAATATCAAGCATGTTACTGCAATCACACTTCGAACCATCAGAAATAAAGATTTCATCTGAAGAAATATCACAACCCCGAGATTGAAAATCATGATAAGCAATAGTTTCACGCAACCAACTATATCCTTGTTCAGGCCCATACCCGTGAAAACCTTCGACTGTACCCATTTCATCGATAGCAGCTTTCATTGCAGAGCGACATGCAGCGGGTAGTGGTTTAGTTACATCACCAATCCCTAAACGAATTATGTCAGTTTTGGGCTGTGTATCTACAAAGTTCCGAACACGTTCATTAATCGCTGGGAAGAGATAATTTGCCTTGAGTTTTTGATAATTACTATTGATACTAATCATGAATGATATAGTGGCTATCCTCAAAACTATAGGAGCTTGCCCTAAGAGATTAATTTTCGTATGGGATGAGTGCTAAATATAGTAATTTGGCTGTCATGCTTTAATAAAGTTACTTAAAGTTATCTAAAGTGACAAATTAGATTGTCAGTGTTGGAGTAAATAGAAATAACTAGCCAGGTTATAAGGCAATGCTATAATTTTCTTTGCGTAGCACAGATATCCGCAGCAGATATCTGATTGCTTGCAACAATCGAAGTTTGGACTAGTCAGAAATTCCTTCAAGACAAGTTTGTCTTGGTATTACTGTTCGTTTGTGTGCAATGCTAGTACTGACTCCATGGTACTCACTAGTACAGTTTCCTTTTCGACTACATACATTATACTCTATGACCAACTTCAGACAGTCTCCTTACAATCGCTTATTCTATTTTTGAAATAGTACTTTGTTCGTTTCAGTTAAGTTCTTCTTCTTTATTTTTTATATATACTCCTTACTTTTGGTATACATTTTTCTACTCCAGAATTCTTTGTAAGGCTGCTTTTTTTCTCTATGCCTCAGCAGATCATAATTGCCGAACAACTACGAATTGCGGCTGTTCTTAAGGAGGAACGCGTTGATGAGCTAATTGTTGCTCAAGGAAGTTATCAAATTGGTGATATTTATTTAGGAACTGTTGAGAATGTACTTCCAGGTATCGACGCAGCTTTCATTAATATCGGTGAAAGTGAGAAAAATGGTTTCATTCATATTAGTGATCTGGGGCCTTTAAAGTTAAAGAAAACAAGCTCAGGTATTACTGAATTATTAGAACCTCAACAAAAGGTTTTAGTACAGGTTATTAAGGAACCTACAGGAACGAAAGGCCCCCGTTTAACAGGTAATCTTACACTTCCAGGGCGTTATTTAGTACTTCAGCCTTATAGTAGAGGCGTTAATATATCGCGTCGTATCCGAGCAGAAAATGAACGTAATAGATTACGGGCTTTAGGTGTGTTAATTAAACCACCAGGTGCAAGTTTATTAATTCGTACTGAAGCTGAAGAAGTCAATGAGGAATTACTAATAGATGATTTAGAAACATTACTAAGGCAATGGGAGGAGATACAGCAAGCAGCAGAAACTGCAAACCCACCAGCGCTACTGAATCGAGATGAGGATTTTATACATCGAATCTTACGGGATATCTACTCACCAGATCTATTGAAAATAGTCGTGGATTCAGTTGAAGCCGTTGAAAGAGTTAACAGTTTCCTGGGAGTCATTGACAGTAAACTACAAGTTGAATATTATAATAGGTCCGTGGAAATCTTAGAATATTATCGCATAAATTCAGCAATTCGTGAAGCTTTAAAACCCCGTGTAGAGTTACCGTCTGGAGGGTATATAATTATTGAACAAATGGAAGCGTTAACAGTAATTGACGTAAATTCTGGTTCGTTTACCCGATCGGCGAATGCACGTGAAACCGTTTTATGGACGAATTGCGAAGCAGCTCTTGAAATCGCAAGACAGTTAAAACTACGGAATATTGGCGGTGTGATTATTATCGATTTTATTGATATGGAACTCCGTCGTGATCAGTTACAATTATTAGAACATTTCATACATGCAACTCGTGATGATACGGCTCGTCCTCAAATAGCTCAACTAACAGAATTAGGGTTGGTTGAGCTTACTCGCAAACGACAAGGACAAAACATTTATGAACTGTTCGGTCGTATTTGCTCTGTATGCGGAGGTCTAGGACATGTAGCTACGTTACCAGGTGCCAAAGAATCTCTATCCTTAGTTAACTCAGGAAATACGGTTCGCTCCAATATCGTAAATCGAAGTGAATCATCTTTTCCTATAAATTCCACTAGTAATGAGCGTCGTAAAAACGGACGGCCTGGAAAAACCCGGAATAACATAAAAACTAAAGATAATCCTTTAATTCTTCGCGATGTTGCCGAAAGAGCAGTAATTAGTGATCCGTCAAATAACTCAGTTTTTGAAAATACAGGTCATCGCCAAGACCAAGATTTATTTGTTATTCCGATGGAACCTGAACAGGAATTAGTCTACGCATGGATGGGATTTAGTCCTATCCTCCTATTGGACCCACTTCCCTCCAATCAGAATACAGCAGTATGGGTAGCGCGTTCAGGCGAAGCGACGGAGAAAGTATTAGAGGATGCTCGTTCCCAATTAGCTTCTACAAAAGCACGATCGAGACGTCAAATTAATGATAATTATGCAAGCAATGCACGGATTGGGACAGTGTCAGTACCTGGAGCAATCTCTTATGTTAATGCTGCAGAAGTGAGAAAAAAAACATCTATAACAGTACAAAATTCCTCCTCTGAGGAAAGAAGATCTTTTGCTAACGTTTCTTTAAGTACTAAAAATAGTTCTCTTGAAGATTTACCCGAAAAGGCTACACCTATCTTGCCTGAGGTTACGATACCAGCTATTAACTCAGCATATGGAGAACATCACCGTATTCGTCGCCGACGATCCTCAGCTAATTAGTAGAGTGGTTTTCTGATTTGGGTGTCTAGACACGAATATTATAACTAATATATCAATTCTCATTATACTAAGCTGAACATAGAAATACAATTAAGCATAAAAACTTTGGGATTGGAAGGATATAACCTAGGGTTATATCCGTCAGTTCTCAAATCAATCTGATGGTTATGCGCATTGCATTTCTAGGACCAATAGGTACCTATGGAGAACAAGCCGCACATGAATTAGTTCTTGAGGAGAGTGAGGCGATAGAATTAGTACCCCAAAAGGGTATTTCCGCTGTCGTAGAAGCATTAGTCAATGATTCTTGTACAGCCGCAGTCGTTCCTGTCGAAAATTCTGTTGAAGGAGGCGTAACAGCAAGTCTTGATGCACTTTGGCAACATCCGGATCTTTGTATCCGTAGAGCTTTAATTATGCCAATTCGTCATGCCCTTTTGAGTAACGGTTCTTTAGGAGATATTAGTGAGGTACTCTCTCATCCACAAGCATTAGCACAGTGTAATCAATGGCTTATACGTCATCTTCCTAATGTTTTGCAATTGCCAACGCACTCGACGGCTGAGGCAGCAAGCATGGTAGCTGGTAGTAACTTTCGAGCTGCAATTGCATCCAAGCAAGCCGCGAAAGATCATCGACTAAACGAATTAGCATATCCCATTAATGATATAGCTGGTAATTGTACTCGATTTTTGTTATTAGATAAAGGAGAGCGAAATTGGTCTGGGCCTACAGCTAGTATGGCTTTTTCTTTACAATCTAATGTTCCTGGCGCTCTCTTAAAAGCTCTAGCATGTTTTGCTCGTAGAGGATTGAATATGAGCCGTATTGAATCTCGTCCATCCAAAAGAGAGATGGGAGAGTATATTTTCTTCGTGGATCTTGACCTGAGCAAGGCAGACAGATTAGCCATTAGTCAAGTTGTACAAGACTTGCTACCACTATGTAATAATTTAACTATGTTTGGTGCTTATTTCACCAAGGATTTATCCTGAATATATAGAAAAACAAAGTAAAGGATACTAATTATCCTGAAAAGCGTCCGAGCGTGCTCTAAAAACACCAAACTGCATCATTCTTCTTGCGAAAGCCCAATGCATCATCAGTAGAGTTGGTATTTCACGCAATCCTTGAATAACCGCTATCGGTCCTAGGGCAAGTATTGTAAAAGGTCGGCGGATACCCTCAGTGATAGAGTCAAACCAGCTAGGTAATGTATATACAGTCCAGTCATCGGTATCAACAAGCCCTTTATTGTAGCTACTCTTTTGTAAGTTGTCTCGGAACCCAGATATACTTGCAAATTCAGGATGAGCCCATTGATCCAAGAGTTGACGCATCACCCAACGTTCTATTTTGTTAAGTTGTTGAAAACGCTGATCGCGGCAGTTCCAATCTGCAACTATTAAGAGGCCGTTAGGTCGCAGAATCCTCTGAAGTTCATCAGCATATAATTGTTTGTCTGGCATATGAGGTCCCGCTTCTACACTCCAAACAGCATCAAAGCTCCCATCCGCTAATTTTAAGTCGAGCGCATCCATAACAGCAAACTGACATTCACTGTTGGAACTAGTCAATTCTCGAGCACGTTTAATCTGAGAAGGGCTAATACTAATACCAAGAACATTAAGTCCATAATCACGTGCCAAAATACGGCTACTACCGCCTATCCCACACCCGACATCAAGTACTGTTGATCCATGTGGTAACTGATCCAAGCCACTCCAATGGACTAGCTGATGTACAAATATTTCTTTCGCCACCCGAAAATCACATCGCTCAGTTGTTTCTCCATAGTATCCCAAATGTACATGTTCTCCCCATAGTCGTTCAAGTAATCGATCTTCTGTCCAATCATCATAAGCCTTCGCTACACTATTCTTATTTTCATAACGACGGCTACTCCTGTTTAGTAAGTATAGCGATATTACAAGAAATAGAAAAAATAGCAATATACTTAGAGATGTGGGAGTTAAAGTGGTCAGTAACATGGAGAAGCAGAATTCAGAGCGAATGATCTTTCACGGGATCTCAACATTTTCCCGAAAATATCATGTACAGTTAAGTGATATATTTAAGAATCGAAATCTGTGTTTCACTAAAACTAAAGATTGATCTTGTTATATTCCTCATGGGAATCAGTAACTGATTCTCTTTCTTATAATTTAACCTCAATATCAACACCACTAGGTAAATCTAGCTTCATTAAAGCATCAATAGTTTTTGCAGAAGGGCTGTAGATATCTATGATACGCCTATGTGTCCGAGTTTCGAAGTGTTCTCGAGAATCTTTATCTACATGAGGTGAACGTAGGACACAATAAATCTTGCGTTTAGTTGGTAAGGGAATAGGACCTATTGCTGTCGCGGCAGTATTATCTGCAGTTGCTATAATTTTCTCACATGATAAGTCTAACATGCGTCGATCAAAAGCTTTCAAACGAATACGGATCTTTTGTTGTGTAGCAGTGTTGGACATGAGTGTAGAAGCCTAAGAAGAATTTAAAAGCAGATAGAATAATAACGATAATTATCAAACTTTCGGACTGTCAGAACTAGCGATACGAGTACAAAATATATTCGTATCGCTAGTTCTGACTAAAAGAATAACCTCAATTGATAATTTTAGATACCACGCCAGCACCAATTGTTCTGCCACCTTCCCGGATAGCAAAACGCATACCCTGTTCGATAGCAACTGGACAAATCAGTTCCCCTGTCATTTTAATGCGATCTCCAGGCATAACCATTTCCACATTGCTACCATCATCGGCAGTGAATGCAGTGATCTGACCGGTTACATCTGTAGTACGAATATAAAACTGTGGACGATATCCAGCAAAGAAAGGTGTATGACGACCTCCTTCTTCTTTCTTTAATACATAAACTTCACCCTCAAATTTTGTATGTGGAGTGATCGAGTTTGGTTTAACAAGTACCATTCCACGCTCAATATCATCTTTCTGAATACCACGCAATAGTAAGCCTACGTTATCTCCAGCCATTCCCTCGTCTAACAGTTTACGGAACATTTCCACACCTGTTACCGTAGTATCCCGAGTATCTTTAATCCCTACAATCTGGACGGTTTCACCTACCTTGATTTTACCACGCTCAATACGACCAGTAGCAACAGTACCACGACCTGTAATTGAGAATACATCCTCAACTGCCATCAAAAATGGCTTATCAATTTCACGTTCAGGTTCAGGAATGGATTCATCTACTGCGTCCATTAAATCTAGAATCTTGTCGACCCATTCATTAGCCCCACGATCGCCGGAACCACCAGATTGTATATGCTCAAGAGCCTGTAACGCAGACCCTGCCACTATTGGAATATCATCTCCTGGAAAATCGTAGCTATTCAGTAACTCACGCATTTCTAGTTCGACTAGCTCCAGTATTTCCTCATCGTCTACCATATCCTTCTTATTGAGGAAAACAACCAGAGCCGGAACTCCTACCTGCTTTGCTAAGAGTATGTGTTCCTTAGTTTGTGCCATAGGACCATCTGTCGCAGCCACAACTAGTATTGCGCCATCCATTTGTGCTGCACCCGTGATCATATTTTTCACGTAGTCTGCATGCCCTGGGCAATCTACGTGTGCGTAATGACGCTTAGCGGTTTCATACTCTACATGCGCGGTATTGATCGTGATTCCCCGTGCTTTTTCTTCAGGAGCACCATCAATTTCATCATAAGCTTGAGCTTTTGCCATACCAGCTGCTGCCAGTACGTTAGTAATAGCAGCCGTTAGTGTTGTCTTTCCATGGTCAACATGACCGATTGTTCCGATGTTGACATGGGGCTTGTTCCTTTCGAACTTCGCGCGAGCCATTGTACTAAGATAATGTAGTTAGTGTGGAAAAAGAAAGATCAGGAATTACTCTGATTTTTAGAAATGATGGCCTCAGCGATATTGCGAGGGACTTCCTCGTAGTGGCTGAACTCCATCGAGAAAATACCCCGACCCTGGGTCATGGATCGGAGTTGGGTAGCATAACCGAACATCTCGGCTAAGGGCACCTTGCATTGGACTTTAGATTGCCCATTGTCAATAGATTGGCCTTCGACCTGCCCTCGACGAGAGGATAAGTCACCAATAATCGAGCCAAGAAAATCCTCAGGAATTTCGACTTCGACCTTCATCATTGGTTCAAGAAGAACAGGATTGCATTTCTTGACACCATCCTTGAAAGCCATCGACCCAGCAATCTTAAATGCCATTTCTGATGAATCGACGTCATGATAAGATCCATCAACTAGGGTAACCTGAACATCAATCAATGGATACCCTGCGATTACGCCAGATTCGCATGTTTCCTTCATTCCTGCTTCCGCAGGACCTATATACTCTTTAGGTACCGTTCCTCCAACGATTTTGTTAATAAAAGCGAATCCTGAACCCGGCTCACCAGGTGCCATTTCAATAACAACGTGACCGTACTGGCCCTTACCGCCGGTTTGTCGAGCAAATTTTCCTTCACCACGAGAAGAAGAACGAATCGTTTCTCTATATGAAACCTGAGGAGCACCTATATTGGCTTCCACCTTAAACTCTCGTAGCATACGATCTACAAGAATCTCTAAGTGTAATTCCCCCATTCCAGCAATCACGGTTTGACTGGTTTCAGGATCCGTACTCACTCGGAAAGTAGGATCTTCATCTGATAATGATGTGAGGGCTTTGGACAGTTTCTCCATATCTCCCTTGGTCTTCGGCTCTACCGCTACGGAGATTACTGGCTCAGGAATAAACAGTGTCTCGAGGACTATTGGTTTCTCTAGATCACAAAGGGTATCCCCTGTAGTTGTATCTTTAAGACCTAATACAGCTCCGAGATCACCAGCTCTTAACTCATCAACCTCCTCACGATCATCGGCTTTTAATACTATCAATCGAGATATTCTTTCCTTCTTGTTTTTAGTAGAATTTAAAACGTAGCTCCCTTTATTTAAAATACCTGAATACATTCGAATAAAGGTTAATTTTCCGAATGGATCGGCCATTACCTTAAAGGCTAAGGCACTGAACGGAGCCGTATCCTCTGAAGGCCGCTCTGCATCACTACCATCAGGGAGCAGACCTTGTACAGGCAAGATATCTATAGGTGCAGGTAAGTAATTCACAACTGCATCCAATAATAATTGGACACCTTTGTTCTTAAAGGCTGAACCACATAATAAAGGTACCAGTCCCTGTCTTATCACACCTGACCGAATACCATTTACCAATTGCTCTTCACTAAGTTCACCAGTTTCTAAAAATGCTTCGACCAATTCTTCATCTGTCTCTGCGACACACTCCATGAGTGTATTTCTCCATTTCGCCGCTAATTCTGTCATTTCACTGGGTATATCTGTCTCTTCTATATCTTTTCCTAAATCGTCTTTATATACATAAGCTTTGTTCTTGACTAGATCGACAATGCCGCTCAATTCGCCTTCTGCCCCTATGGGTAATTGAATAGGAACCGCGTTGGCTTTTAGGCGATCTTTAATCTGATAATAGACTTTTAAAAAATCCGCACCAGTGCGGTCCATTTTATTGACAAACACCATCCGTGGTACAGAGTAACGATCTGCTTGACGCCACACAGTCTCGGACTGAGGTTGAACCCCACCAACAGCACAAAATACAGCTATTACACCGTCAAGAACCCTCATGGAACGTTCAACTTCAATAGTGAAGTCGACGTGGCCAGGTGTATCAATAATATTAATGCGATGGTCTTTCCAACTGGTGGAAATTGCTGCAGCAGTGATGGTGATCCCCCGCTCTCGCTCTTGGGCCATCCAATCTGTTACAGCAGCGCCATCATGCACCTCGCCCATTTTATGCACCACTCCCGAGTAGAATAGAATCCGTTCGGTCGTGGTGGTCTTACCGGCGTCGATATGGGCAGCGATACCGATATTTCTGACGCGTTCCAAGGGAAAGGCGCGAGCCACAGGGAAAATCTCCGGGGAGGGGCATTAAAAGGCGGGTGAGACTCTACAGGGCAGGAGCCTTCCTTTGATTAAGGCTTAGCACTTACCAGGCCAGAGCTAATATCTATAATGTGCAAAAGCTTTGTTCGCTTCAGCCATTTTATGAGTTTCTTCACGTTTCCGAACAGTGTTACCAGCCTCGTTAGAGGCATCAATCAATTCACTAGCTAACTTCTGGGCCATACTTCGGCCATTACGCGCCCTGGAAAAATTGACTAGCCATCGAAGGGCCATCGCAGTTCCTCGCTCCTGTCGAACTTCCATAGGAACTTGATACGTAGCACCACCAACCCTACGTGCTCTCACTTCCACTAATGGGGTAGCATTCCGAACAGCGGTTTCAAACACTTCTAAAGGATCTGTACCGCTACTCCGTTGAGTAATTAATTCAAAGGCATCAGAAAGAATGCGCTGAGCTGTTGATTTTTTACCATGCTTCATCAATCGTGCGACTATCATAGTCACCAAACGATTATTAAATTGAGGATCTGGTGAAACTGGGCGTTTTTCCGCCGCATTACGACGTGACATGAGATGTTATAGAGAGTAAATAGAGATTAAGAAGGCGGTCGGCTAGAAGTGGATTACTAGACCTAGTCTTTCGGTGTTTTAGCTCCGTACTTAGAACGAGATTGACGTCGATTTTTCACACCGGCAGTATCAAGAGTACCACGTATGATATGATAACGGACTCCTGGCAAATCTTTGACACGACCACCACGGATTAATACCACGGAGTGCTCTTGAAGATTATGGCCAACGCCAGGAATGTAGGCAGTAACCTCAAAACCTGACGTTAAACGAACACGAGCTACTTTACGTAAGGCTGAATTAGGTTTCTTTGGCGTCGAAGTATATACTCGTGTGCAAACGCCACGGCGTTCTGGGCATGCTCGTAATGCAGGAGACTTTGTCTTTCGAGTTAGTCTTGAACGCTCTGTCTGAATCAGTTGCTGAATAGTAGGCATCGTTGATTAGGGTGTGCTCAGATGGCCAAACTTTGTTAGTTCATCACCCTACTTGGTCAGTGTCAGTCATTACGTAGCCAACTAAAAGCTGATCCACAAGCACAACATCTCATCCCTTGTTTTTGAATGATACGAAAGCTGCCACCATCAAGGTCATCTTGGTAATCTATGTTTAATCCAGCAAGATTAGTGACTTGGGATGCTGGTGCGTAAACTGTAATACCGTCAAGGCGTGCGACAGGAACTCCAAATAGATGTCCTGGCTTTAACCGAATAGTGAACTCCTCACAACCACCATGAACAAGGTCTATATGTGTAAGTCCTGGAGTTCCACCAATGGCAGCTTGCCGAGTTAATTCAGCGACAGCTGTATTGCTAAAGACAAGGCCTTGTCCTCTAATCATAATTCGTAAGGTTCGTAATTGAGAGTGCTGAATCATTATCCCAATTTTCACATAAACTCTGACTGAGCTACCTACGAGTTAATGAGTAGAGTACGAGCAAATTTTAATGTACTCTACTCATTAATTAAATATTGCAAAACCTTTATAGATATATAATTCTCTAAAGCATTGTATTCATACCGTTTTGTCCTGAAATACTATAAGCGACAATTATCCATTCTCCACACCTCTTCCTATGTACTTCCACCAGATCAGATTTGTTGCTTAGGATTGTTATCTCACATGGTAGCCTCTTGTACTTACTGGCTGCAATCCCCGGTTTATGCTTCCTTCCTTAAGCCCTGTATGGCCTTATTGCGACAGTTTGGCACCTACAATAGCTGGGATAAACGAGAAAGATGCCTGTGGTGTTGGATTTATTGCTCAGATACAGGGGAAGCGAAATTACTGGGTTATTCAACAAGCGCTATTAGGGCTTAGTTGCATGGAGCATAGGGGTGGTTGCGGAGGTGATGGAGATTCAGGAGATGGTGCAGGTATATTGTGTGAGATACCCTGGACTTTTCTCCAATCTATCTGGCCTCCTGAGGAGAAATTCGATACCAACTTTAAATTTTTAGGCTTAGGAATGGTCTTTCTACCTACAGATAGTACGAAGCGTAAAAAAATTCGAAAATTATGTAACGATGAAGCAAAAGCCTTGGGGCTAACACCTATTAGTTGGCATGTGCTATCTGTCAATGACACAGTACTTGGTACTCTCGCACAAAAGACTGCCCCTGTAATTCAGCAATGGCTATTAGGATGTAATGAAACTAGTCGTGATATCTTTGAGACCAAACTGCTTCGGTTACGTAGGCGAGTAGCTGAGAATATTCGATCTGTTTGGGGGTTACGTCCGGGGGAACTGTATTTTGCTTCACTTAGCAGTCGTACTGTGGTATATAAAGCTATGGTGCGATCTGACCTATTACCGATTTTTTATCCCGATTTACAAGATCATCGTTTTCAAGTTAGTTTTGCCATATACCACCGCCGATTCAGTACAAATACACTGCCTCGTTGGCCTTTAGCGCAACCTATGAGGTTGATTGCCCATAATGGAGAAATCAATAGTCTTCTCGGTAACCTGAATTGGGCACGAGCATCCGAAATTCATATTGACGCGGTATGGCAAGATACATCAAAAGAGTTAAAACCAGTTGTTAACGCAGCTTTTAGTGATTCTGCTAACCTTGATGCTATCTTAGAACTTCTAGTGTGCAGTGGTCGAGCACTTACAGATAGTTTATTAATGCTTGTCCCGGAAGCATTCCAACATCAACCTGAGTTAATTAATAGGCCTAGTATTAGCGCTTTCTATGAGTACAATGCTTGTATTCAAGAGCCGTGGGATGGTCCAGCTCTTTTGGTATTTGCTGATGGGAAGTATGTAGGCGCAACTCTTGACCGTAATGGGTTACGACCAGCACGTTATTGCATCACCAAGGGTGGGTATATTGTAATGGGATCAGAAGTTGGTGTATCTGAAGTTCGGCCAGAAAGAGTTGTTGAAAAAGGTCGTTTAGGTCCAGGGCAGATGATTGCTATCGATTTAGAGAATAAGAAGTTATTGAAGAACTGGGATGTTAAAGAGGAAGCTGCTAGTCGTTTTCCTTATAGAGAATGGTTAGATCAATCCCGCATTGATATAAAACAGCAACCATGGAATCGAGAAGAGCAAATTGCTGAGAAACAGTTAATAACCTTGCAAACATCTGTCGGTTTTAGCGCGGAAGATTTCGAATTAGTAATTCAAGATATGGCTAGTCAAGGGAAGGAACCCACTTATTGCATGGGTGATGATACACCACTAGCCGTATTGTCCACCAGACCTCATTTGGTTTACGATTATTTTAAGCAGTTATTTGCTCAAGTTACTAACCCTGCCATTGACCCTCTACGAGAAAAATTAGTAATGAGCCTATCGATGTATTTAGGTAGTAGAGGGTCTATTTTTAGACCAAGTCCAGAAGGAGCGTCAATATTACATATTGATAGTCCTATTTTAAATGAAGGTGAGCTTTTATCTGTAATGAATCAGGGCTTTCCTTATATGGTTATTTCTACGCTGGTTTTTATATCGAATAAAGAAATTGATTTTGATCAACCTCTAACAAATATTGTTAAGATAGCTGAAATAGCGGTCTTATCAGGATGCAAGCTATTGATATTGTCGGACCGAGTTGCAAATGGAATTAATGCATATACAGCTTATATTCCACCATTGCTAGTCGTAAGTACTTTACATCACCATCTTTTGCGACTGGGGGTACGGTTAAGATGTTCACTAGTGATAGATACAGCACAATGCTGGAATACACACCATATAGCTTGTTTGGTTGGATATGGCGCTAGTGCCGTTTGTCCTTGGTTAGCTTGGGAAACAACTCGACACTGGGTCAGCAATCCAAAGACACAAAAACTTATTGAGCGTGGAAAATTGCCAAGTTTAACGGCAGCCTTAGCACAAGAGAATGTTAGTAACGCATTAGAAGATGGTTTACGGAAAATCCTTTCCAAAATAGGAATTTCGTTACTATCAAGCTATCATGGTGCCCAGGTTTTTGAGTCTGTTGGTCTTGGGGCAGATTTAATTGAAAGAACCTTTACTGGAACCACTAGTCGTGTAGCAGGTCTGAAGTTAAGCGATTTAGCCACTGAAACTTTAGCCTTTCATCGTAAGGCTTATGGAGGTATGAATAGAGGTAAGCTTGAATTTATGGGATTTGTTCAATATCGTACAGGCGGAGAATATCATCTTAATAATCCTGCAATGGCTAAAACCTTGCGATCGGCAACAACGGCTGAGAGTCGATACGAATCTTTTAGTACTTATAGGTCTTTAGTGGAAGATAGACCAACAACAGCTTTGCGCGATTTACTGGATTTGAATTATGACGCGATTCCCTTACCTATAGACGAAGTAGAGAGTATAGAAAGCATCTGTGAACGCTTTTGTACAGGTGGCATGAGTTTGGGAGCCTTATCTAGAGAGTCTCATGAAGTATTAGCTATTGCTATGAACCGTGTTGGTGGAAAAAGCAATAGTGGAGAAGGTGGGGAAGATTCCGCTCGGTTTAACATCTTAGACAATGTAAATTCTGCGGGGTCCTCTACAACTCTACCAACTATTAAAGGATTACAGAATGGGGATACCGCTTGCTCGGCGATTAAACAGATTGCTTCAGGTCGATTTGGAGTTACTCCAGCTTATATCCGTAGTTCTAAACAGTTAGAAATCAAGGTTGCTCAAGGTGCTAAGCCAGGCGAAGGTGGACAACTACCTGGATCGAAAGTAGATGAATATATTGGCTGGCTACGTAGGAGCAAACCTGGTGTCGCATTAATATCACCCCCACCCCATCATGATGTTTATTCTATTGAAGACTTAGCTCAGTTAATATTTGATTTACATCAAATTCACCCTACCGGTAAAGTTTCTGTAAAACTAGTATCTGAGGTTGGCATTGGAACAATTGCTTCCGGAGTTGTTAAAGCCAATGCTGATATTATCCAAGTCTCCGGGTGTGATGGTGGAACAGGTGCCTCACCTCTTAGTTCAATTAAACACGCTGGTACTCCATGGGAACTCGGTCTAACAGAAGTACACCGCAGTCTTTTGAGTAACGGCTTACGGGATCGGGTTGTGATACGAATTGATGGCGGTCTTAAGACAGGATTAGATGTTGTTCTAGCAGCATTACTTGGTGCAGAAGAATTCGGGTTCGGCTCAGTAGCCATGATAGCAGAGGGTTGTATAATGGCTCGTGTTTGTCACACAAATAATTGTCCCGTAGGTGTTGCGACCCAGAAAGAGGAACTACGAGAACGTTTCGAAGGTATACCAGATCATGTTGTTAATTTCTTTTTGTTTGTAGCTGAAGAAGTACGTCAAATGTTAAGTTTGCTCGGAGTATCATCACTTGATGAGATAATTGGTAGAGGGGAATTCTTACGTAGACGAGAATTAGGAATAGGAAAAGCTAGTAGGTTAGACCTTACTACATTATTAACGCCCACCCCTTATTTTAGTGAGCGTGCATGGTTGAGTCATTCAGTAAATGCTCATCAAAATGGTCCTAATCTGGAATATAAATTATTGAATAATGATGAGTTAATGATGTCTATAAAACGGCATGAAGATATAACATATCATTGTAGGATTAAAAATACAGATCGTAGCGTTGCGGCCCGCCTTTCCGGTGAAATTGCATCTTATCATGGCGATAAAGGCTTTAAAGGAAGGTTGAATCTTTTATTTAAAGGAAGTGCCGGCCAAAGTTTTGGAGCATTTACGACCCACGGTATGAGAATGAAATTAATTGGCGAAGCCAATGATTACGTGGGTAAAGGAATCAGCGGTGGCAAGATTCTAGTTACTCCTCCATCTTTACTTACTAACCCGAGCAATCAAGCAATTATGGGTAACACTTGTTTATATGGTGCAACAGGTGGTGAGCTTTTTGCTCTTGGACGTGCTGGAGAGCGCTTTGGGATACGGAATAGTGGTGCTTATTCTGTCGTAGAAGGAGTGGGTGATCATTGTTGCGAATATATGACTGGTGGTATGGTGGTTATACTGGGAAGTACGGGGGTCAACGTATCAGCCGGTATGACAGGGGGAATAGTTTTTATACTGGATGAGGCCTGTTCCTTAGAGCAACGAATTAACCCTGACAACGTTACACTATTCTGCTTGACCAATCTAAAGCAGGAAATCTTACTTACTCAGTTAATTAAAGCTCACTTAACAGCAACTAAAAGTTCTAAGGCAGCTAATATTTTACGTAATTGGGACCAGATGAAAAACAAGTTCAAAATCGTAGTTCCACCTAGCGAAGAAATTACGGTTGGTATTGTGCGAGAAAAACAAATGATAGCATTGTGATACTCTTAAGTTCCTTCTAACTTAAATTCTCAATGCCGTGGTTTGTAAAAACTGAAGTTTTTAGAGAATCCAGGGATCAGCTGGGGTTATTTTTAGAAGCCCATCAAAATTGGATTAGAGAGCTTCAAGTAAAGGGTCAACCTATACTAAGTGGTTTTTTAGTAAAAAATAACAAGAGTCCAGGGGGTGGTTTATTTTTATTTTACGCAGATAATTACTCAGAAGCCGAAAAATTAATTCAACAAGACCCATTAATAGTTAACAACTGCGTGCAATGGGAATTACACGAATGGGTTGGTGCGATTAAATAATATAGGTGAATATTAGATGACATTTCAGCGAGGATAAAGCTCCATTAATTTTCTGATTTCCTTTGCATGGTAACTGCTACGAGTAAGTGGAGTGCTGATAACCTGCAGAAAACCCATTTTTTGTTCGCCTATTTCGCAGTAGTTAGTAAATTGACTAGGGGTAACAAAACGCATTATAGGTAAATGAGTTGGACCTGGCGATAGGTATTGACCAATTGTTATAATATCTACATTATTAGCTCTTAAGTCAGCCATTACCTCTATTATTTCTGAGTCTGTTTCCCCTAATCCTACCATTATACCGGACTTAATGTATATTCCTGGTCTACTTATATGTACTTTTTTTAATAAAGCTAGTGATCTTTCATAGATTCCTTGCGGACGAATGATTTTATATAAACGAGGGACAGTCTCAATATTATGATTAATTACTTCAGGATTGCTTGCAGTAATTGTTTTTAGTGCATTCCAATTTCCACACAAGTCTGGGATCAATACTTCAATTGTCGTTTCTGGTGAAGATTCACGTATAGCATTTATGCAAGCTACAAAATGGCTAGCACCTCCGTCAGGTAAATCATCACGATTTACAGATGTTATAACTACATGTTCGAGATTCAATCGTTCTACAGCTTGAGCAAGTCTGATAGGTTCGGTCATATCCAGTCCTCTTCTACTTTTATCAAAGCTAATATCACAGTAAGGACAAGAGCGAGTACAGCCAGGCCCCATAATTAGAAATGTTGCTGTACCTCCAGCAAAACATTCCCCAATGTTCGGACAACTAGCTTCCTCGCAAACAGTATTTAACTTTAAGTCGGTGAGCAAATCAGCTACTTTACCTATCCGCTCAATCTGAGGGGCTTTAACTCGTAACCAAATGGGTTTTGACAAAATGCGGGATCAGTTGAATAAGAGGATATTAGTTGTCTGGTTTATTATAAAGATTATGGAGACAACAATTCTGACTGAAACGTAACATTACGTAAGGTGATGTCTTTCAATAGACAGTCCAAGAATTAGATTCTCCGATTCTGAATATTTTATCACCTACTTAAAATAATACAAACTATTGTAAGTAGTGTCGTCCAATATTTATTTCGTCGCAAGATCCAATTTATGTACGCTCTGAGAGATTATCTTATGGTCAAACAATCGGTGTAATCTTAATAGGAATAACAAGACTGTTTCTAGTCTCATCTTTGGTATTTGCTCCAGAGTATTTATTGAGGAACTCTTCGTAAAATAACATCTTCTCCAGTTCGTTTCTTTGGACTATCCTCATCTCGTTCGTGATTGTAGGGTTAGCTAAATAGATAGGTGTATTCTGTTCTGGATTAGGGACTTGAAGGTTAACAACGAGCTCTCTCCTTAACAACTTGGAAGATTCATTAGATAAATGATATGCTTCCGTCTTATTATAAGGGTCATCTATATATATTTCTTTATTGACAGTATTTAATGAAATAACTTCTCCTTGCTCATTTACTATTTCCATTGAGATTACGTTGTTTCCTTTGTGTAAGCCTGTTAACCATAGAGGAATATTGCGATCAATCAGAAAACTTTCACCATTAATATATAGACGAAGGTGCCATTGTGCATTCTTAGTCAATAAATCCTTTAAGGGTGTATTCCAGGATAACCAGTCGATTAAGATAGGTTCACTTCTAACTAATGTAGAAGGACTTACAAGGGTTAACCATGGATTATCAAATATCGCTTGACGTTTAGAAAGAATGTTTTTTCGGTATAAAATTATGTTTTGATATGTTCCTGGTGATTTTATCGATTCCCCCCATGGAAGTGAGCTGAATACGTTAACGTGGTGTTGTCCAAGTGATAGTTCTGGTAGTTTTATTTGCAAATAATTTCCCTTAAATTGATTACTACTTATTCTTAAAGGTTGTGAATCGTCAATTTGCACTACCAAGTAATTTGAAAAATCCGAGTCTGTGCTATTCGAAGTTAACCAATCTTGTATATTGAGATACAAACACCATTCGTCTTTGGGGATTAAATCACTATTCACCGGCTTCATTATATCAGTGGTTACTGGCGCCAATATGAGTTTATTGCGCAGCTCTTGAACTATTCTTGGTATTTGAGCTTCCTCAAATGCTTTACTTGGAAATACCTTTTGTGGAGTAAGCTGTTTGGAGGATGGTTCGATTTTGAGATTAGTTGATAGTAGTCTATACTCAATAAAGAATACCAACAGAAAACTAAGGAAAAATATCCAGGCATCCCGAAGCCGAACGGTTTGCCTTATCGTTAGCCTCATACGCATTATTATCCTGATTGCACAGGAGTTAACTGGTGTTCATTCTGCTCTTTGAATCAAACTATATTCGCTTAAATATTTAGTTGAGACTTAGTAGTCAATGAACAATAATGACATTTTACAAGTTGTGAAATTTTACTAAGTTTTTTGTTGCTAGTCAATAAATATTTACTTTATTTGTTGACTGGTACACGTTGGATTGAACCTTTGTAACTCGAAAGCAAAGACGTTGGTTTGCGCCCCTATGCTTTTGTCAGCGGTCCCATGCATGGGGACCCCAAGTTCCAGTAGCGAAAAGCAGTTTAGCTGCTTAAAAGCTCTGGTGCTCGTAAGGTTATTTATTATTAATAACCCTGCGAGTCCCATCGATTAGGGTCTTACTCTAATCGTAGGGGTGAATTTCCACCTCGACCCCGTCCCTCGAGGAACGACTCGATGACCATTAGCCCACCAGAGCGTGGGAAAGCAGCAAAGGCCCAGGTCGACCGGAATCCGGTTCCTGTTGATTTCGATGTACTCGGTAAACCCGGTCACTTCGATCGTGCCCTTGCTAAAGGTCCAAAAACCACTACCTGGGTTTGGAACCTCCACGCCAACGCTCACGACTTCGACAGCCATACGAGTGATCTCGAAGAGGTTTCTCGTAAGGTATTTAGTGCTCACTTCGGCCATCTGGCTGTTATTTTTGTATGGCTGAGTAGTGCCTTCTTTCATGGAGCCCGCTTCTCTAATTACTCCGGTTGGCTAGCTGACCCTCTGCACGTTAAGCCTTCTGCACAAGTAGTTTGGCCAGTTTTTGGTCAAGAGATACTTAATGGTGATGTAGGTGGTGGCTTCCATGGCATCCAAATAACCTCTGGTCTCTTCCATATGTGGAGAGCTTGGGGATACACCAATGAGACTCAACTACTTGCCACTGCCATTGGTGCATTGGTAATGGCGGGGTTGATGCTGAATGCAGGTGTTTTCCACTACCATAAAGCAGCGCCCAAGCTTGAGTGGTTCCAGAATGTTGAGTCGATGCTCAACCACCATCTGGCGGGTCTTCTTGGTTTGGGATCTTTATCCTGGACGGGACACTTGATTCATGTGTCCTTACCCACAGCTCAGCTGATGGATGCTATTGATGCAGGTAAACCGCTAGTATTAGACGGTAAAACTATTGCGTCAGTAGCTGATATCCCTCTACCTCACGAGTTTTTCAATCAAGATTTAGTAGCTCAACTTTTCCCTGGTTTTGGGGCTGGTGTTTCAGCTTTCTTTACAGGTAACTGGGCTGCTTATAGTGATTTTCTTACTTTCAAAGGTGGATTAAATCCTGTAACTGGAAGTCTCTGGATGAGCGATATAGCTCATCATCATTTAGCTATTGCAGTACTCTTCATAGTCGCAGGTCATATGTACCGGACTAATTGGGGTATTGGTCATAGTATCAAGGAGATTCTAGAGGGGCAAAAGGGTGATCCTCTGCTGTTCCCTGCAAGCAAGGGGCACGATGGACTGTTTGAGTTCATGACAACCTCTTGGCATGCTCAACTGGGTGTAAACCTCGCACTCCTTGGATCGTTAAGTATAATCGTAGCTCATCATATGTATGCGATGCCACCATATCCATACATTGGTGTAGATTATCCTACTCAGCTATCCTTGTTCACCCATCACGTATGGATCGGTGGATTCCTAATTGTTGGTGCTGGTGCTCATGCTGCCATCGCAATGATTCGGGACTATGATCCTGCCAAGCATGTAGATAACGTACTTGATCGAGTACTGAAAGCTCGTGATGCTCTTATCAGTCACCTGAACTGGGTCTGCATCTGGTTAGGTTTCCATAGTTTTGGTCTATACGTTCATAACGATACCATGCGTGCTCTGGGTCGTCCCCAGGACATGTTCTCTGACTCTGCAATCACACTGAAGCCTATATTCGCTCAGTGGATTCAAAGTTTACATGCTGCTGCTGCCGGATCTACTGCTCCTAATGCTTTAGCTGGTGTCAGTGAGGTATTCAACGGTAGCACCGTTGCTGTCGGAGGTAAAGTTGCTTCTGCTGCTATTCCTCTAGGAACAGCAGACTTCATGGTTCACCATATCCATGCTTTTACCATTCACGTAACCGTACTAATACTCTTGAAAGGAGTATTGTATGCACGTAACTCTCGTCTAGTACCTGATAAGGCGAATCTAGGTTTCCGATTCCCTTGTGATGGTCCTGGCCGGGGTGGTACTTGTCAGGTTTCTGCTTGGGACCATGTATTCCTAGGCTTGTTCTGGATGTATAACTCCCTCTCAATCGTTATTTTCCACTTTAGCTGGAAAATGCAAAGCGATGTTTGGGGTTCCGTAAATAGCGATGGCAGCGTTCAGCACATTGCTAATGGCAACTTTGCGAATAGCGCTATTACTATCAACGGCTGGTTACGCGATTTCTTGTGGGCTCAAGCCTCTCAAGTAATCACTAGCTATGGTTCAGCTACTAGTGCCTATGGTCTAATGTTCCTAGGTGCTCACTTTGTCTGGGCTTTTAGTCTAATGTTCCTCTTCAGTGGCCGTGGCTACTGGCAAGAACTTATTGAGTCCATTGTTTGGGCTCACAACAAATTGAAAGTGGCTCCCGCTATCCAGCCACGGGCGCTATCTATTACTCAGGGACGTGCTGTCGGTGTTGCCCATTACCTCTTGGGTGGTATCGCAACGACCTGGTCCTTCTTCTTAGCCCGCATTATTGCGGTTGGCTGACCTTTACCTGACCTTTCCTGATGGCAACGAAATTTCCTTCGTTTAGCCAGGGTCTGGCACAGGACCCGACAACCCGCCGTATTTGGTACGGGATCGCAACAGCTCATGACTTTGAAAGTCATGACGGAATGACAGAAGAAAAGCTTTATCAAAAGCTTTTCTCTACACATTTCGGTCACCTTGCAATCATCGGCCTTTGGGTTTCGGGTAACCTGTTCCATATCGCCTGGCAAGGCAACTTTGAGCAATGGGTTGCAGACCCACTGCATGTGCGCCCTATCGCTCACGCGATTTGGGATCCCCACTTTGGTAAAGGTGCTATTGATGCCTTTACACAAGCAGGTGCTTCATCACCTGTAAACATTGCATTTTCTGGTCTATACCACTGGTGGTATACGATCGGTATGCGCACTAACGCTGAGTTATATCAGGGATCTATCTTTATGATGATCCTTTCAGCATGGGCGCTCTTTGCTGGCTGGTTACACCTGCAACCTAAATTCAGACCTTCTCTAGCCTGGTTTAAGAACGCTGAGTCGCGCTTAAATCACCACTTGGCTGTTCTGTTCGGGTTTAGCTCTATTGCATGGACTGGACACTTAGTCCACGTTGCAATTCCAGAAGCACGAGGTCAGCATGTTGGTTGGGATAACTTCCTGAGTACACTTCCGCACCCAGCTGGCTTAGGTCCATTTTTTACCGGGAATTGGGGCGTTTACGCTCAAAATCCTGATGGACTAAACCAAGTATTTGGAACAAGCGAAGGTTCTGGTACTGCAATTCTTACCTTTTTGGGTGGATTCCATCCTCAAAGTCAGGCTCTTTGGCTGACAGATATTGCTCACCATCACCTTGCAATTGGTTGTATCTTCGTTATTGCAGGCCATATGTACCGGACTAATTTCGGTATAGGGCACTCAATGCGTGAGATTCTTGAAGCTCATAATCCTCCCAAAGGAACTCCTGGTAATTTAGGAGCTGGGCATAAGAATCTTTACGATACAGTTAATAATTCTCTCCATTTTCAACTTGGTCTTGCTCTAGCCTCTCTAGGTGTAGTAACTAGTCTAGTAGCACAGCATATGTATGCAATGCCTTCATATGCTTTTATTGCGAAAGATTATACTACTCAAGCAGCGCTATATACTCACCATCAGTATATCGCTATCTTCCTGATGTGTGGAGCGTTTGCTCACGGTGCAATTTTCTTTATCCGTGACTACGATCCTGAGGCTAATAAGAATAATGTTCTAGCTAGAATGTTAGAACATAAAGAAGCAATTATTAGTCACCTGAGCTGGGTCTCTTTATTCCTAGGGTTCCATACCCTTGGCCTATACGTTCATAATGACGTAGTTGTTGCTTTTGGTACTCCCGAGAAGCAAATTCTTGTTGAGCCAGTATTCGCTCAGTTTATCCAAGCGGCTAGTGGTAAGGCAATTTATGGATTTGACGTTCTTCTGTCTAACCCCAGTAGTTCAGCAAGTCTAGCCTCTGCCACTATTCCTGGTGACCATTTCTGGTTAGATGCCATTAACGGCAACACAGATGTGTTCTTACCAATAGGTCCTGGTGACTTCCTAGTGCATCATGCGATCGCACTCGGTCTTCATACAACAACCTTAATCTTGGTTAAGGGAGCTTTGGATGCTCGTGGATCCAAGCTCATGCCTGACAAAAAAGATTTCGGTTACTCCTTCCCTTGTGATGGTCCAGGGCGTGGTGGTACTTGTGACATCTCAGCTTGGGATGCCTTCTACCTCGCTGTATTCTGGGCATTAAATACTGTTGCATGGGTAACCTTTTATTGGCATTGGAAACATCTTGCAATATGGCAAGGAAATGTTGCCCAATTCAATGAATCCAGTACCTATCTGATGGGTTGGTTCCGCGATTATCTCTGGCTCAATAGCTCTCAGTTAATCAACGGATATAATCCTTTTGGTACCAACAACTTAGCAGTTTGGTCCTGGATGTTCTTATTCGGACATCTAGTTTGGGCGACCGGATTCATGTTCCTAATCTCATGGAGAGGTTATTGGCAAGAGTTAATTGAAACTATTGTTTGGGCGCATCAACGCACACCTCTAGCTAATTTAGTTGGTTGGCGTGATAAGCCTGTAGCCCTTTCAATTGTTCAAGCTCGTGTAGTAGGTCTTGCTCACTTTACTATTGGGTATATTCTTACTTATGCAGCATTCTTGATTGCCTCTACTTCAGGCAAATTCGGCTAAACTCATTTGATTAGCCTCTAAAAAAATATATTGAACAGTAATTCATTCCGGCTACAAAGCCGGTTTTTTTTTGAAGAGTAGGGAGTTTCATTCCTCTCATATAACACCACCATCATAAGTAAAGAGAGCCAGGTATTTTACATACCTGGCTCTCTTTACTTATGATGGTGGTGTTATATGAAACTTATGGTCTTCTAGCTTACACTCCACACACCACCAGCAAGGCTTACTAACGGGGACACAACAGAAGTTCCAACAAGGAACCAAGCGAAAGCTGCACCGCCACAACCACCAAGCCAGAAACCACTGGCAAATTCAGCCCAACCGGCTTTTGTGAAAAGATCGGCTGGCGGATTGTCTATAGTAGCATCAGCAGGCTGCACGTTAGGTCCCTTGCCTGCTGTTCCATAAATAGATAAGCAAACAGTTAGAATTGATACTAATCCAATCGTAGCCAGCAATCCAGCTGTACTAGCATATTCTGTTAAACGAAGAGGACCACAAATTGCGAAAGGGCCATACAGAAAAAAGCCATGAGCCATTCCCACTTCTAATCCGCGACGATTAGGAGATAAAGAAGGACGATAGGCAGGTAACCCATTGAGAAACGCCTTAGCAAAATAACTACTATTGATAGGAGTAGCTAAATTACCGACAGTTGGATCAGAAACAGAGGTTACAGTCATGATTTTGGAAAAGAATCAATGTATTAGGTTGTTAATTGTGCCGGCGAGATTAAACAATTAATCAAAAGCTTCAATTACATTGAATAGTAGAGCTATTGCTGGTGCTGAGATCTGTTCAGTGTTAGTTCTTACAGATTCAAGCATCAGCAAATTCTCCAGTCATTGTGCAGGCCAAAAGCAACCATCGTTACTGTAGAGAATGTCTCCCGGCCAGCCTTGTTTGCTACAGATTGACGACATAAAAGTTCAATCCCTCCTCCTAAACCTTACAAATCATTTATCTTCAAAAATATCTATACTGTTGCATGCTATTTAGTTTATGGCACATTTTAGAAGACTTCATATATCGGTGGCCTTATTGTAAGTTTGAATCTGTAAATACTGAAGCTCAAAAGTTTCATAATTGTTTTATACTTCTAAGATTATATGCATCAGATACATCACATCATGGTATTTTACAATTCTTGTCCGCTGATGCAAGAGAAGTTAGAAAAAGTTTTTATCCAATTGACAGAACAAGGTTATATCTTACTAAAAGATTCCTTATCAGTTAGCTGGTTGTCATACCGAAATAGTGTAAAAGAGAAACCTTATGGTACTGCGTGGGCTGCTAAACGCTTGTTCCATCTTGGTGATTTGGTGAATCTATTCTATGCAGTAGCTGTGGAAGTTTGGTTACAACGTCAATGGTTAGAAGAGGATATAGAAATTTATCGAGCTTTGAGCGAGATGGGATCCACGATGAGTAGCGATGCGACGTCGATGATAATAGATTTATTAACTGGAACAAGTGGTGGATTGAGAATTCATGATCGCAATAAACAAGATTGGTACGAACAAAGGCAACTTCTAAATAACTGGCTGAGGGAACTAGATTGGCCAGAATTAGCAGGCTCCAACATCTGTCAAAAAGTTTGGCCAGAAGGTACTTTTGGTACTGAACGTCAGTTTTGTGGTACTCATTATCAGAATCGTAATCGTTTATCGACTGGAGCAATGGCACGGTTTTTACATATGCTTATTATCAGCGATTTTTACTCACCTTTGATCTGTCAACGAATTAAGTCTTTATTTAATCTTGATCTCGATATAGATCCTTACTATTTAGAGCAAAGTAATACCTCTGAACAAAATCCTATGACCTGTCTCAATATAATTTCCTCCAAAAATATTACTGACCATAAATTGATTTTCGCACGTACTAAACGTGGAACTCTCAATGTAGTAGTATTATTCAATGAAGATGAAAGAATCTCTAAAGATATTAGTATGATTTCCTCATTATTAATGGATCAATTAATTGATTAACCTACACATTAAAACGGAGAGGGAGGGATTCGAACCCTCGACAGAAGTTACCTCCTGTAACTCCTTAGCAGGGAGCCGCTTTCAACCACTCAGCCACCTCTCCACATCAATCTAATCCTACCAGACAGTCTAGGTTAATTGCTTGAATTAAGTACTAACCTTGGTAAACGATCCTTAAATCCACACAATATCTCCCAAGGGATGGTATTACATTTTTGACTCCAGTCAAAAGCATTGATCTGTTGATTTCCACTTGTACCTAGAAGAGTAACAACTGACCCTACTCTTAAGTCTTCAACATTCGTAGCATCCACCATAAGCTGATCCATTGTAATACTACCGACTTGAGGTAAACGTTTACCTTTAAAAAGGATCTCCATCTTACCCGAAAGTAACCTGGGAACACCATCTCCATAACCGATAGAAACTACCGCTATAGTGCTTTTCCTGACTGTAACGTACTTATGATTATAACTAATGCCAACACCTGCCGGGACTTGTCTAATTAATGTAATTCGTGCACGTACGTGTAAGGCTGGTCGTAGAGCATATACTTGCATCAAGCTCGATTGAGGAACTTGTCCATAAATTGCTAGACCAACTCTAGTCATATCAAAATATAAATTATTGTCAGATAAGGTGCCCGCAGAATTAGCCAAATGTCTATCTACAGACTCTATCTGATATTGAGATAGACCATTAAGTACCGCTAAAAATCTTTGTTTTTGTATCTGTGTAAATTTTTTAGCAGTACTTGATTTATCTGTTATCGCTAAATGAGTATAAACACCCACTGTTCTGATAAAATTCAGCTCTTTCAATACTTTAACTATTCGTATTCCTTCTTCCCAGTTGACTCCTAATCTTGTCATACCTGTATCAATCTTTATATGAACAGGCATAATGCGTCCGTTCCACTTAGCCAAACTTTCGCATAGTAAAACCTCACGCATAGTACTAACTGTAGGCATCAACTTCCAATCTTGGCAAGCTCGTAATTCTTCTGGTTGGGTGATACTACCCAACACAAGTACAGGTGCTTTTATTCCACCTTCTCTTAATTGAATTCCTTCATTCAAGGTTGCAACGCCATAACCAGAAGCTCCTCCTGCTTGCGCAGCTTCTACAGCATTCAATGCTCCATGTCCGTATCCATCTGCTTTGACAACTGCCATCAATTGGGGCTTCGGACCGAGCAACCTACGTAAATTCCAAGTGTTTGATGAAATCGCAGCCCTATCAATCTCAACCCAAGCTCTTTGACGTAAATGGGTAGCGGCTCGAAGACTGAAAGGCAAATTTGGAGTAAGCATGTAAATGAACTTGTTTTATTAACTTATGAAGAATTCTGTGTTACTAGTCGAGGTGGATAAAATGAATTTAGATAAATTTATGAACATAACGATATTCCTTTCGGATCTAAATGTTCAATATTCAATAATGATCTTGATGAACTTAATAATTCAGGAACCTATAATCTTTCTAAAATTAATAGTTGTACCTTTTCTATGTTAATATAATTAACCAAAGCTAATAGCATTGCTAATTTGCCTAGTATTTGACCTTGAGTGAATAAGTTCCACACACATAGGCTATATTTCTTTAGTTAAAGCTTCTAACTGTTTTTGTTGATCAACCGCTATACAAATGCTGATAATTTCATCTAAATTCCCTTCCAAAATAGGTTCCAGAGAAAAACTTTGTCCCAATCGATGATCTGTGGTACGATTGTCTTTATAGTTGTAGGTACGAATCTTTTCACTACGCTCCCCACTGCCTACTTGAGCTTTGCGTGCAGAACTTTCAGCGGCGGCAGCTTCTGCTAACTGACGTTCTAATAATTTAGCTCGCAAAATTTCTAGTGCTCTCTCCCGGTTTTGTAATTGAGATCGCTCTTCAGTGCAGAAGACACGTATGCCTGTTGGCTTATGTAGTAAGTCTACAGCCGTTTCCACTTTGTTTACATTCTGTCCACCAGCACCGCCTGATCGCGCTGTACTAATCTCTAAATCTCCTGGGTTAATCTGTACTTCTACCTTGTCAGCTTCCGGCATTACCGCAACTGTTGCCGTAGAAGTATGGACTCTTCCTTGAGACTCCGTTGCTGGCACTCGTTGGACACGGTGAACACCAGCTTCGTACTTTAACTTACTGTAAACACTATCACCTCTGATCGCGAGAATTAGCTCCTTAAAACCACCTAAATCAGCTGCTGACGCACTAAGAACTTGTACCTGCCATCCAATGCTTTGACTATAACGTTCATACATGCGTGCTAGATCACCAGCCCAAATACAGGCTTCATCACCTCCGGTTCCCGAACGAATTTCTAGCATTACGCTACGTTCATCTCTAGAATCAGAAGGTAGTAAAGCTATCGTTAGTTGCTGAGTCAAGCGTTTAATGGTAGATTCCAGAGTAGAAAGCTCTTCTGTAACAAGCGCTTCCATCTCTGGATCATTTTTATATTCTTTCAGTAACTGACGAGCTTCGTCATGTTGTTTTTGAGCTTTCTGTAAAGTTTGATAATCTACAACTATTGGCTCTAATCGAGAACGCTCACGCGCAATTTTTTGTAGTTGATCGGGATTTCCAACTACATCCGGATCTGCTAATTGTCGTTCAAGGTTCTCGAATGTGCGGGTAGCCGTTTCAAGACGGTCTTTGAGTAGAGTAGTATCCATTACGATTAAGTGTAATACAATAGCCGACCACTAAAGCAATCGGCTACCTACAATGAGACTGGAACTAGTCAGTTGCCGCATTATTTTTATTATCTTTTGGCAACTCAGGTCGAACAGTTTTACTGCTCCCCATTCCATACTTACGCATAAAGCGATCTACACGTCCTTCTGTATCCAAAATCTTTTGGGTCCCTGTATAAAAAGGGTGATTTCCACTCCATACATCAACGTGAAGTTCTGGTTGTGTTGAACCAGTTTCCATTACAACTTCCCCATTACAAATAACCTTGGCGTTTGGATACCAATCAGGATGAATGTTGGGTTTTGGCATGAAGAATCAACGTTTAGAGAATTGAGGAGCTTTACGAGCTTTTTTCAGACCGTACTTACGACGTTCCTTAGCTCTTGGATCGCGGCTGAGATGACCTTCAGCTTTTAGGGACTTCCTGTTATCAGTTGATAACTCACATAGAGCTCTAGCAGTGCCCTGTTTAATAGCATCAGCCTGACCTGTTAAGCCACCACCCTTGACATTAACTAATAGGTCGTAATCACCAGATAAGCCTAGGGTTCTCAGTGGAGCTTTAACTGCACCGAGGTATGCAGGATTGTAATTCAGATAGTTATCACCTGGTCGTCCATTGATTGTAACCAAGCCACTTCCTGGGACAACTCTTACTCGAGCTACGGCTGTCTTACGACGGCCAGTTCCCCAGTATACAACGCGATCAGAAGAAAGATTCATTGTCCAGAAGCGACAGAAGAACTAAAAGTGAGTACTTGTGGTTGTTGAGCTAAATGGGGATGATGCGCTCCTTTGTATACTTTTAGTTTCCGGAACAGTTGGCGACCAAGAGCGTTATGCGGTAGCATACCTTTAATAGCCTTTTCAATAATTCTTTCCGGCAATCTCGCCTGTAATTCTGAAAATGTTTCGACTTTCATGCCGCCAGGACGACCTGAGTGACGCCTATATACTTTGTCATTTGCTTTCGTACCAGTAACTTTTATTTTGTCAGCATTTACGACAATGACAAAGTCACCAGTATCCAAGTGTGGAGTGTACTGAGGTTTTCTTTTGCCACGCAATAGTTGAGCGACTTCACTAGCTAAACGGCCAAGAGTTTGGTCTTGAGCATCTACCAAGTGCCATTTGCGCTCAATAGAATCGATGGAGGGAATAGGAGTTTTGTTCATCACATCGGTGATCTAGGTGACTAAATACCATCTAAGGATGGATTGAGAGGGAAGAACAGCATGACCTTTCAAGAAAAGGTCTTCGGCTCATCTATGAACCTTAACGCTTCATCGGTCATGTATTTCAGCGTGTTATAAATAAGGTTAAAAGATATTACATATCATGATATTAAAATATTGAGTTAACTATATTAAGAATGAGGTAAAATCATAATTTATTGATGTGGTACTGAAAACCTTTTGGGGGTAACCAACTTGTACTAAACACAGGCCTTGGGCCGGAGCTGCTTCGTTCATCTCGCTTCGGTGCTTCGATCGCCATCTTCGTTCAAATTCAAATTCGCTTAATCGGCCTGCTCCCACTTCTACTAATTGACCTACGATTAATCTAACCATACCATACAAAAATCCACTAGCTTGTATTTCCAGTACTATTAGTTCTCCATGACGTTGAACTTTCACATCTTGAATAGTAGTAATGGAGTGACTTCTGGAACTTCCAGCTCTTTGGAACGTGGAGAAATCATGTTCTCCTACCAATTTCCCCATAGAGCGTCTCATAATACATTCATCGAGGGTGTCTTTATATCTATGCCAACTATAAGGTGCTAAGAATAAATTGGGCTGTCGGCTATTAAGAACGGTGTAACGATAACGGCGGTAAATAGCACTATAGCACGCATGCCAGTTAGAGGGAACTTGGGTAGCTTCATAAACACGGATTGAAGATGGCAAATAACCATTTAGCGCCGAGGCCCAGCGATGTGTTGGTATTTGGTTATCAGTATCAAAGTGTACTACCTGAGCAACTGCATGTACTCCAGCATCAGTTCGACCAGCTGCAAAAGTAATAACAGGATGACAATTATTTAGCGTTGTTAAAGCCGCCTCAAGGACTTCTTGCACACTAAGAGCATTAATCTGTCGTTGCCATCCACAATAAGATGAGCCATCGTACTGTAGACAAAGTGCAATTCGCCTTAACGAAGACTGATGTATATCTATAATTTCAGTACCAAATGCCGATTTATTTATCTTACTCAAAAGCATAGAAGTAACTAAATAACTAATATCCCATTTTAGATTAGCTCTATGATTGCCATCTCGGCATTATCTCCACGTCGACGAACAGTTCTTAAGATTCTAGTATAACCCCCTTCTCGATCATCGTAACGGTCTTTTGCTTTCTCAAATAAAGCGTGGACTAATTGCTTGTCGTATATATATCCTATAGCACGTCGACGTGATGCCAAACTCCCGTCTTTTGCAAGGGTAATTATACGCTCAGCTTCATCCCGTAAAGCTTTTGCCCGAGCTTTTGTTGTAGTAATCTTTCCTTCGCGAATTAGTTGTGTAGTTAGACCTCTTAACAAGGCTTTACGTTGATCAGCAGGACGCCCCAAATGTGGGACTCGGCATAGGTGTCTCATGAAAAATGTAACTCAAGTGATCGTAGAAAAATTACCTTAACATGTTTCACTTACTAGGTCGGCCGACTTTGTGGTAAAGAAATTCCAATACGTTCTAGTGCTTCGATCACTTCATCGGCTGATTTCGAACCAAAATTTTTTATTTCTAGTAAATCTTCATAACTAAAACCCATTAAATCCGAAACAGAATTTACTTGGGCACGCTTAAGACAATTATAAGCTCTAACCGATAAATTCAGTTCTTCCAGAGGGATTTGGGCTTCCGTTGAGTGTTCAGGCTCGGGATTTAGTTCCTCAACCATCGTTAAATTCGCAATAGGCTGAAATAGTGCTATTAACTGGTTAGCCGCTTCAGCCATAGCATCCTCGGGGGTCATTGAACCATTTGTCTGAATTTCCAATCTCAATCGTTCGCGAGCAGCTCCTCCTTCCCCAACAGCCGTTTCATCTATTGTATAGTTTACTCGACGGACAGGCATAAACACAGCATCGATTTTTAATAAATCAATAGCACTGGTATCGTCACTGTGACGATCTACTGGACGGTATCCAACACCTCTTTCTACGTGCACTTCCATTTCGATAGAATAATCTTGCGCGATAGTAGCAATTGGACTCTTACCATCAATTACTTGGACCTGGGAAGAGAACTGAAAATCAGCAGCTGTTATATGGGCTGGACCTGTTATGGCTAATCGACCGATCTCCAATTCTGAGTTACGACTGTTTATCGACACTTGTTTACAATTTAGCATAATATCGAGAACATCTTCGCGTACACCAGGTATTGTCGCGTATTCATGGCTGACACCAGCAATTCTAACCGCTGTAATAGCACTACCTTCTAAACCACCTATGAGCACTCTTCTAAGGGCATTCCCCAAGGTAATTGCTTGTCCTCGGTCCAGGGGACCTATGAGGAAGACACCAGTTTGCGCTCGATTCTCCGCAATGTTGTACTCAATACGGTCAATCTGATACTGCAGCATAATCTATAAATCGCATTAGGAAAATGGTACGCGTTCGAACATCATAATCTCGAGTGTTCAAACGCGACGTCGCTTGGGTCGACGACAACCGTTATGAGGCAATGGAGTAACATCTCGGATTAATGTAATCTCCAGGCCAGCCACCTGTAATGCGCGAATTGCAGTCTCTCTGCCAGACCCCGGACCGCGGACTAATACTTCAATTTGGCGCATTCCTTGTTCAAGGGCACGTCGAGCTGCGGCTTCTGCTGCAGTTTGTGCTGCGAAAGGTGTACCTTTTCGGGCACCTTTGAAACCACTTGCACCGGCAGATGACCATGCGATTACTTCACCGGCTGTGTCAGCAATTGAAACTATGGTATTATTAAAAGTACTTTGAATGTGCGCAACGCCATTAGGTACGTTGCGCTTAGATTTTTTTGGACCAGATTTCTTGGTAGGCTTTGCCATGAATGATCTTTAGTGAGTGAAATAACTAACAAATAGAATAGAACGAAGATTTTATGAAGAGTAATTACTTCTTCTTACCAGCTACGGTCTTACGAGCACCGCGTCGAGTCCGCGCATTTGTGCGAGTGCGTTGCCCGCGTACGGGCAAGCTCATGCGATGCCTTCTTCCTCGTGTACAACCAATATCTTGCAGTCGTTTGATAGTCATGCCTTCTTGGCGCCGTAAGTCACCTTCTATCGTGTAGGTTTCGGTCATATTCCGAAGCTTGACTACATCTCCATCGTCGAGATCTTTCACGCGGATATCTGGATTGACCCCAGTTTTCGCAAGAATTTTCTGGGACGTTGTTAGCCCAATACCATAAATGTAGGTAAGTGCGATTTCAACCCGCTTATCGCGGGGTATGTCAATGCCGGCAATCCGAGCCACGGGAAAGTAAGTGTTTGTGTAGTTGGTTAAGCTATAGAGCCATTGAGAGTGAAAAATGTGATAACCGTCAAGCCGGTTAGCCCTGACGCTGTTTATGTTTGGGATTGGTACAGATGACCATTACCCGACCATGGCGACGAATGACTCGGCATTTGTCGCACATCTTTTTAACTGAGGCACGCACCTTCATAATTGGTGGGCTCTCCAAATTTGCAAAGGTTTATCCTACCACATTGCTCAACCCAATACTTTTGAGATATTCATCGCTATATCATCAACAGTTCCTTTGGCCTCTATCGCTACAAGTAAATTCTTACTCTTATAGAAATCTATTAAAGGGGCTGTTTGACTATGATAAATTTCAAGGCGATGACGAATTATAGTCTCATGGTCATCAGCACGGCCACGATTTAACAACCTCTCAATTAATAAATCATCGTTCAGGCTTAGGAAAATAACAATATCTATTGGCTGGTGTATTTCTGCTAATAAAGTATCAAGAGCCTTGGCCTGATTAATAGTACGAGGAAACCCATCGAGGAGCCATCCTCCCGTATGGCCTTCCAAATTATGTTTCACTATAGCAAGAACCAAATCATCACTTACTAACTCACCTTTAACCATTAACGCTGCAATCTGCTGCCCCAGAGATGTTCCAGCTTTTACTTCAGCACGTAATAAATCTCCTGTAGACAAATGTAATAAGCCACATTTGGATACCAAATTCTGTGCCTGAGTTCCTTTACCAGCTCCGGGTGGACCAAGAAAAAGAATGCGCTCTTTCATGAAATGTATAATCTCCTATGAAGAATACGAAACGTAATGTTACGAAAGTACAATTGGTCAGGCAACGTTACTTTAACATCCCTTCATAACGCTGTGAAATAACATAGGTCTGAACTTGCTTAGCGGTATCGATAGCGACTCCGACCAATATCAGTAACGAGGTAGCACCGAGACCTTGAAATGTACGTATTTGAGTAGCACCCTCAACTGCTGAGGGAATGATCGCTACTGCACCTAGAAAAAGTCCGCCTAGCAATGTTAACCTGTTCTGGACTGTGCTAATATAGTCTGCAGTGGCAGACCCTGGGCGGACTCCAGGGATGGCAACGCCTCCTCTTTTTAGATTAACTGCTATATCAATAGGATTAATTGTAAGTGACGTATAAAAGAATGAGAAACCTAAGATGAGGGAGAAAAAGACTAGTACATAGACCCAGGGACTGCTACTATTGGGATTTAAGTAACTTGCCACAATAATAAGCCACGGAATTTTAGTAACATTCGCAATAGTTAGAGGCAAGAAAACTAATGCTGAAGCAAAAATAATAGGCATAACCCCACCAGCGTTTAGCTTGAGAGGTAAGTAACTTTGCCGAGACGTCAACAGATTAGACCTTTCTACTTGTCTCTTAGCACTTATAATTGGAATTCGTCTGCTCCCTTCTTGAACAAAAATAATACCTAATATCGTTATCAGAAAAACTAAGCCTAATACGAGTATACCTCCTACTGTCCGAGGATCACCCGTTTGAGCTAATTCAATAGTGGATCCTAGAGCTCTTGGAAGCGTAGCTACTATATTTAGAAATATGACTAATGAAGCGCCCTGACCGATACCACGTTCCGTTATGACTTCACTAATCCACATTACTATCATTGATCCAGTAACTAAGGCAAGTGCTGTCTGAATGATAAAAGTTGCTTGACTTAGGCTAGATATCGCATAGGGTCTTAAAATAAAGGCAAATATGGTACTCTGCAATAGTCCCCATCCGAAGGCTAAATAACGTGTTATTTGCGTAACTCTACGACGACCTGCTTCACCTTCATTCTTTTGCAAGTCATCCAATTGTGGAAGTACTGTTGTCAGAAGTTGAATAATAATCGATGCGTTAATGAATGGCAAAATACCTAAAGCGAATATACCTAAAGTTGATAAACCTCCACCTGTAAAGATATCAAGAAATCCAATTAGTTGACCACCCTGTTCGAGAAAACTTTGAAAAGCAACACGATCAATACCTGGTACAGGTATATATATACCCAACCGGATAATCAGCAACAGACCGAGAGTGGCTGTAACACGATCGCGTAAGTTCTTAACATGTACTACTTGGCTAAGTACCTCACTCGCACTTGGATTCCTGCCCCGGCTCAATAACATAGGTTAAAGAATGAAGAAAGTACAAACAACCGAAAAATAGAAAAGCCGTCTGTGGAAATGCCAGCTTTCCTCAAACGGCTCAAAATTTGCGTGATCGTGATTTACTGAATCGCATATTATCTAATCACGAGTTTCACAAGTCCCACCTATAGCTTCAATTTTCGCTTTTGCACTAGACGTGAAGGCAGCAGCTTGAACAGTGATTTTAATTTTTAGATCACCATTACCTAGAACTTTTAAAGGATACCTAGGATTTGTAACAATCCCATCCTTAACTAAAGAGTTTAAGTTAACAACACTATCTGGTTCTAGTCGATTGAGTTTTGATATATTGACTATGGTGAAATTCTTGGGATTTATGATGGGGAAATGTTTTAATTTAGGAAGCCGACGATATAGAGGCATTTGACCTCCTTCAAAACCAGGTCGCGTTGGTCGGCCAGAGCGAGACTTTTGCCCTCTCATTCCAAAACCACAACTAGCACCTTGGCCAGCTGCAATACCACGACCTTTCCGTAGCTTCCGGTGACGTGCCCCAATCTGTCTCTTGAGGTTGTCGAGTCGGATAGTCATAATAAGAGGAATTTAAGAATAAATCTGTTCAAGTGGAATGCCCCGCTCCTTTGCAGCTTCTTTATGAGTTCGGAGTCCCCCAAGGGCAAGCATAGCGGCTCGAGCATTATTTAGAGGAGTCTTACTACCTAATCTTTTGGCAAGAACATTCTTAATACCAGCTAGCTCTAAAACGGTACGAATAGAACCACCAGCAATTACTCCAGTTCCAGGCGCAGCTGGACGAATCAGAACACTAGCTGCTCCATCAGAACCATTACCGATGGTCGGTATAGAATTATGGCGAGTTAGTGGTACTTTTACAAGATGTTTCTTACCATCAGCTACACCCTTGCGTACAGCGCCAACTACATCTCCAGCTTTGCCCACACCAACACCTACTTGACCACGTTCATTGCCAACCACTACTATTGCACGAAAACTCATTTTCTTGCCGCCTTTAACTGTTTTAGAAACTCGACGAATTTGGACTACCCTCTCCTGCCATTCAGATTCACGTTCTTGACCACGTCGATCACCACCTCGGCGACCACTATTACGCCGATCCCGATCACCTCGATTACCACTCCTACGGTCTTGTTGGACCTCCGTCCCAGAGACTTCGCTGGCGGCTGAAGTACCCTGTGCTTGCACTTGCTTGTTAGAGTCTGTCATAGTTACCGGTATTAAAACTGAAGTCCCGCTTCTCTAGCGGCATCAGCCAGAGCTTTCACCCGGCCATGGTAAATGTTACCCCCACGATCAAAGACAACGTGCTGAATTCCTTTTTCAAGAGCTCTCTTGGCAACAAGCTCACCAACCGCAACGGAAGCTTCGCATGTCCCACCAGTTTTAAGTTCAGTACGTAAATTCTTATCTAAGCTGGAAGCTGCGCAGAGAGTATTCTGCGCGATATCATCAATGATTTGTGCATAAATATGGCTATTGGAACGGAATACAGCCAATCGCGGGCGGTTTGGTGTGCCAGTTAAATTCCGACGTAACCGACGGTGACGCTTTTGAGTCTGCTGTTTTCGGGATAGAGAGGCCATGAAGATATGTAAGACAATAGTAATGGATAAATTTCATTTCTTGCCAGATTTACCTGCCTTACGTGAGATTCGCTCACCTTCATATTTAATCCCTTTACCCTTGTAGGGTTCTGGCGGACGAACGGCTCGAATTTTGGCAGCCTCATTTCCTACTACTTCTTTATCACTACCAGAGACAAACACGTTAGTATTATTTTCAACACTGAAAGTAACACCTGCTGGGGGAATCATTTCTACTGGATGGCTATAACCAGCGCTCAGTACAAGATTTTTCCCCTTGAGTTGAGCGCGATACCCTACACCAACAATTTCAAGCTTGCGTGTATAGCCAGCACTTACTCCTTCAATCATGTTAGCGATTAAGGTACGACATAAACCATGACGTTCACGAGACTTACGTGTATCTTGAGTTGGAGATACGATTATACAATTATCTTTTTGGTCGACTACTACCCCGTAAGGAAGTGTACGACTTAGAGCGCCTTTAGGCCCTTTAACACTTACAGAAAGTCCGTCTAGACTAATAGTTACTTTATCAGGAATAGGGATCGGTAACTTACCAATACGTGACATGAATCGATCTCCAAATCAGTAGACATAACACAAGACTTCGCCACCTACACCCTGCTTTCGGGCATTTCGGTCGCTCATTACGCCTCTTGACGTAGAAATAATGGCTACACCTAAACCACCCAAGACTTTAGGGAGACCGCGAGTATTTTTGTAAATACGCAGACCAGGTTTGCTAACACGTTGAAGAGATCGAATGATAGGTTGTCGATGTTTCCCACTATACTTAAGCTCAAGTACCAGCTGTTTCTTTACACCCTCCCCTTCATCATTAACTTCCGCTATAAAACCTTCTTCTCGCAATACTTGTGCAATACTGCGAGACATATGCGACGAAGGAATACGCGTCGTTTGGTGTCGTTTTTCACTCGCATTCCGAATGCGAGTGAGCATGTCTGAGATTGGATCGTTGTTAGCCATAATCGTGTCCGAAGAGTGCTAATTACTGCGGAACGGCATCCCCATTTCACGGAGGAGGGCCCTGCCCCCTTCATCGCTACGGGCACTGGTTACGATGGTGATGTCCATACCTCGGATGGCGTCAATTTTGTCGTAAGAAATTTCTGGAAAAATGATCTGTTCTTTAACACCTAGTGTGTAATTTCCCCTACCATCAAAACTTTTTGGACTAACGCCACGAAAATCACGAATACGGGGTAATGCCAAATTAATGAGACGCTCAAGGAAAGAATACATACGATTCCCTCTCAGAGTTACTGCTACCCCAATAGGCATACCTTGGCGGATCTTGAAGCCTGCGATTGCTTTCTTAGCACGGGTAACAATCACTTTTTGACCAGTAATTTGTGCCAATTCTTTAATCGATGCTTCAAGTGCCTTGGCGTTCTGTGCTGCTTCTCCTAATCCTCTGTTAACGGTGACTTTCTTTATTCTAGGTACTTCGTGTACGTTTTTAAGGTTAAGGTCTTTCAGAAGCTTTGGAAGAATAACTTCCTGATAGCGTTGTTTTAATGACATAATGTAATGGGAAATACTTCTGGTCTTGGTCAGAAGCCAAAGAGTAAAAAAGACTGCAATGTAAATGTAAGAATATCAACAATCAATCAATAATTTCTCCCGTCTTCTTTAGACGACGCTTCTTATTACCACTCTCGTCAATGACAATCTCGACTCGACTAGCAACTTGCTTCTCAAGAGAGAATATCATCACATTGGAAGCATGTAAAGATGCTTCCTTCGTCACAATACGACCTGTTTCTCCACTTGAGGTTGGTTTTACATGACGGGTCCTTAAATTAACTCCTTGAACTATTACTCTATTTTGGTTTGGTAAAGTTTGTATAACTTCGCCAACCTTACCTTTATCTTTGCCACTAATAACCTGAATAGTGTCGCCTTTTTTTATGCGCATTTTCATAGGCTGATTACTCTTAGCTTTTGAAACAGTGGTAGCCACTCAAATTACCTCCGGAGCAAGCGATACAATTTTTGTAAAACTACGTTCTCGTAGCTCACGAGCTATAGGACCAAAAACTCGAGTCCCCTTGGGATTCCTATCTTCATTGATAATAACTGCCGCGTTATCGTCAAATCTGATAGCATTACCGGTCTCGCGACGTAATGTAGCCCTTGTCCGCACTACTACAGCTTTAATTACATCTGACTTCCTAACTCCCATATTAGGCATTGCATCTTTCACAGCGGCCACGATTACATCACCTACATGTGCATAGCGACGGTTGCTACCTAAGACACGTATGCATTGTATGAGCTTAGCACCGCTATTATCAGCGACGTTTAGGAAAGTTTCTTGCTGAATCATGAAAAAATTCTCTTAACTCTCCGACAGTTTTGTGATGACCTCGGCCACTGACCAGCGCTTTGTGCGGCTCAGGGGACGAGTCTCTATGATCTTTACTCGATCGCCCGTACGACAAATATTATTCTCGTCGTGGGCTTTATAGCGGGTAGTTCGACTAACCGTCTTCCGATAGATGGGGTGAGGAAAGCGGTTTTCTACCGCTACTACTACCGTTTTTTCCATCTTGTCGCTGACGACGGTGCCGACTCTTTCTTTTTTAAGGGCCATAGCTTTCTGAAAGAGAATTAGGAGGCGGCAATAGAGCTAAATACGCTCCTTTTGTACCGTCAGTAGTTGGGCCAATTTAATACGAGCCCTTTTGAAACGATGCGGATTTTCCAGTCGGCGGGTAGCTTGCTGGAAACGTAAATCAAACAACTCTCGTCTAACAATCTCAAGTTGTTTAACAAGGTCATCATTATCTAACTGACGTACTTTGTTGATTTCTGGACGTGCCATCGTTAAATGCTGAGGTACTCGTTTACTTGAGGCTTAGAAATTTTGTTGCTAACGGTAATTTATACTGAGCCAATCGCATAGCCTCCCTCGCTATAGACTCAGTTATTTCTGGACCTCCCATTTCGAATAAGACTCGGCCAGGCTTTATTATCGCCACCCAGAACTCAGGGTTCCCTTTACCAGAACCCATTCGAGTCTCGGCAGCACGCATGGTTACAGGTTTATCAGGGAAAATTCGGATCCAAATTTTCCCTCCACGCTTTACGTAACGTGTCATTGCTCGTCGACTAGCTTCAATCTGACGAGATGTAATCCAGCCACACTCTTGGGCCTGTATAGCAAATTTACCAAAGGCAATCGTGTTACCTCGGGTAGCAAGGCCGCGCATGCGACCTCTTTGCTGTTTGCGAAATTTGACGCGTTTGGGACTCAGCATGATTTAGTTTTCCTGATCACTCCTCATTGGATCGGCGGTTAGCCCGACGCCGCGGATTTACGCCTGTAGGGGTATGCCTATTTTCCTTACTTATTACCTCTCCTTTAAATACCCAAACTTTAATACCCAGAACTCCATAGGTAGTACTAGCTATCTTAGTTGCGTAATCAATATCAGCTCGAAGTGTATGAAGTGGTACACGCCCTTCCCGCGTCCATTCAGTTCTTGCGATCTCAGCACCATTCAGACGACCACTCACCTGAATTTTTAAACCTAATACGCCTGCTCTCTGTGCTCGCTGAGTAGCCATGCGTATTGCTCGCCGAAAAGCCATACGCTTTTCTAGCTGTTGTGCAATATACTCAGCTAACAGATAGGCATCAGCATCAGCCCGCTCAACCTCTACTACATTAATACGAACCTGACGATTGGGATCTTTCAAAATCTTGTGAATTCCATTCCGCAAATCGTCAATTCCGCTTCCTTGACGACCGACAAGTACACCTGGACGAGCTGTCTTTAGTTCTACTTCGAGTTGATCTGCTTTGCGTGAAATTAGAACATCACTAACTCCAGCAGCAGAATACTTATCATTAATAAAGTTTCGTATCATATCATCCTCTCGTAGAAGAGTGGGATATGATTTCGTAGGAGCATACCAGTGTGATCGATGTTCCTGGGTGATCCCTAGACGTAATCCAGTGGGGTTGATTTTGTGTCCCATTAGTTCTATATCCTCAGTATTAAGTTTGGGCTTGAGTTGCCACACCAATGGTAATATGGCAAGTCTGTTTTTTAATGGCAAAAGCCCGCCCTTGAGCTCTAGGCCGATAGCGTTTCATTGATGCTCCCATGTCTGCGTTGGCTTGGTTAATTATTAAGTTCGCAGCATCGAGTCCTAAATTATGTTCTGCATTTGCAACAGCTGAGCGGAGTACCTTAGTAATTGGTCCAGTAGATCGATAAGGCATAAATTCAAGCATAATTAAGGCTTCCCGATAAGACTTTCCTCGTATTTGATCAAGGACTCGTCTTACTTTTGACGCCGAACCTCTAATTCGGCGGCCATGTGCAATTGCTTGTGAAGACGTTATTGAGGGGCTATCCATTAGAGATCATTCCTTAGCGTGAACCTTTTTTATCTTTAATGTGGCCTCGAAACGTACGCGTAGGAGAAAACTCTCCAAGCTTATGACCAACCATTTGTTCAGTTACAAAAACCGGAACATGTACTTTGCCATTATGAACAGCAATAGTATGGCCAATCATCATTGGTAGGATTGTGGATGCACGTGACCACGTTTTTATTACGGATTTATCTTCATTCGCATTCTGTCTTTCAATTTTACGCAAAAGACTATCAGCAACAAATGGGCCTTTTTTAAGAGAACGTCCCATAATAGTTCAAAGAGATTGCGAATTAATAAACATCTTTAAGAATCGCGTCCGCCTCGACTCCGCTTAGAAGTACGACGGCGTTTCCGCAGAACAAATTGATTACTAGTCTTATTACTCTTACGGGTCTTAAGTCCTAAAGCTGGCTTCCCCCAAGGAGTTACAGGACCTGCTTTACCAATTGGTGCACGACCTTCTCCACCACCATGTGGGTGGTCACAGGGATTCATTACACTACCTCGGACTTCAGGACGACGCCCTAACCAGCGACGACGACCTGCCTTTCCTAAACTGATATTCCGAACCTCCGAGTTTCCAACCTCACCGAGAGTTGCATAACATTCACGTCTTACTAAACGTACTTCTGTTGAGGGTAACTTGAGAGCAACATAATCTCCCTCTTTAGCCACTACTTGTGCACTAGCTCCGGCAGTACGTACCATTTGACCGCCACGTCCAGCGTACAGTTCGATATTATGAACACTAGATCCTAAGGGAATAGCAGATAGAGGTAAAGCATTCCCATTCTCTATAGGGGATTCCGGTCCTGAAATTATCGTTTGACCTACTTTGACACCCATCGGAGCAAGAATGTATCTTTTCTCTCCGTCTGAGTAAAACAGTAAAGCAATCCTTGCATTACGATAAGGATCGTAATGAATAGCGGCTACTCTAGCCTCTATATCATGCTTGTTACGATGAAAATCAATCAAGCGGTATAGTCGTTTATGACCACCTCCACGGTGACGACATGTAACTACGCCACGATTATTGCGACCCTTATTCTGATGTTTCGATACCGTCAGAGTACGCTCAGGTCTACTAGCAGTAATTTCACTAAAGTCGGTAGTTACCAGGGTACGAGTGCCTGGAGTATAGGGATGGGACTTCCGGATTGCCATGTTTTTTTAAGGCCCTTAAGATTCAGGAAAAAGCTGAATAGCGCTGCCCTCAGCCAAACGCACCATAGCTTTCTTAATTTGAGCGCATTTACCAGCAAGTCGTCCTGCCCTTCGCTTTGTTCTGCGAGGTGGATTCATTGTATTAACAGCTAGAACACGCACATCAAAAAGCTTTTCAACAGCAGCCTTAATCTCTAATTTATTTGCTCTAGGGTCCACCTCAAAAGTATATAAATTCTGTTCTAGTGCACGATTTGCTTTTTCTGTTATCAAAGGGCGACGTATCACATTCGCTAGACGCCCAGTAAAATACTCAGCCATCGCTGTAAACCTCCTGAATTTTGGTAAGAGCTTCTTCGCTTATCAATAACTTGTTTGCATGGAGCAAATCAAAAACATTTAATTGATCTGCTTTTATCAGCTTCACTTTTTCTATATTTCTCACAGAATACACTATCGCTTGATCAGGATTTTCAAGAATTATCAGTACTTTAGATTTCTTATCAATTCCAAATCGTTCTAGAGCACTAGTGATGTCTTTAGTTTTGGGCGTGTCTAACCCTACACCAAATCCCTTAACTATTACCATGTCATTTAATCGTGCCATAAGAGCAGTTCGCAATGCAAGGCGACGCTCTTTTTTATTCATTCGTAAAGAATAAATACGTGGTTTCGGACCAAATACAACACCACCTCCGGGCCGCAAAGGCGTTCTAATTGACCCTTGACGAGCTCTTCCTGTTCCTTTTTGTTTGTATGGCTTACGACCACCACCTCTGACCTCAGCACGTGTCAACGTACTGGCTGTACCCTGACGTTGATGCGCAAGTTGCCGGACTATAGCACGATGCATCAAGTCAACTGCCGAGGTTGGTCTAGCAGCTTTTAAATCGACCGTAGTCTGACCAGCCTCTTGTCCTCGCCAGTCGCGTATCATACAGCTTCCCATCATTTATCTCCTTTAGCGATCTTGGATTCTACTCTCTTGGCGGGACAGATATTAAGCAGGGTACCAGGTTTGCCAGGTACTGAGCCTTTCACGACAAGTAAATTATAACCTGCATCTATCTTCATTATAACCAAGCCGCGAGTCGTAATTCTCTTACCACCATAACGTCCTGCCATTCTTTTGCCAGGATAAACTCTACCTGGTGTCGTACCGGCACCAGTAGAACCAGGCTCTCTATGATTTTTCGAACCGTGGCTCATAGGGCCACGACTAAAACTATGACGCTTCTGATATCCAGCAAAGCCGCGACCCATTGTTGTTCCACTAACATCTACTTTCTGACCTGTCTCAAAATCATCTACGGTGATAGCTCCTCCTACAGTCAGCCCATCAACGCTATCTACTCTATACTCACGTAAGTGACGCAGCAATTCTTGTCCTGATTTAATCAAGTGACCTTTGGAAGGATTATTAACAAGCTTCTTGCGGATTTCTCCAAATCCTATTTGGACTGCAGTGTAACCGTCAGTTTCTGTGCTTTTTAGTTGAGTAATCCGGCACGGACCTGCCTCAATCAAAGTCACTGGTACAGACCTACCTTCTTTATCGAAGAATTGGGACATGCCCAATTTCTTCCCGAGAATGCCTATAGACATAATTAGGGAAAGCGCTAGCAAGAACGTCTGTTCCTACTTTTTCAAAAGTTAGTAACAGAGAGACTAAGTAATGCCACTAATAAATCACTTGCAATTAGTTACAAGTGATTTATTAGTGGCATTACTCAATAGGCTAGGACTTAAAAGAAACATATGAGACACTTAATTTAGTATTTCATATGTTTCTTTCAGTTTCCTGAATCCAATTAAACAACTTATAGTTGCTCATGGAATACATTAGCCATGATGTATTCCATTGAGATAAACCTGTGCAAAGTTCTGGAGGCCCGACTAGCGAACGGGCACAGTCTTTTTGCACATTCTTTCAATGTACAGCATTACCCTAGATAGTGTCTTGACACCAGCGCAAAACAGACGATCAGATGTAAGATTGAAACTTATTGCTAGTTTTCTTCATGCCGTTGCTGCTTACGGGTCAAAAGTTCCGCAAAGACCTCGAGCGTGAAGGTGCATTAGCTCTATATGTTCCATTGGAAGGTGGTGCCGAGACTCGCTTGATGCGTCGTTTACGAGCTGCTGGATACAAAGCTCTCTTAACTAGCGCTCGAGGAATGGGAGACCCTGAAACATACCTTCTTCATACACATGGGCAGAACGCTCCTCACTTAGGCCGTTTCATGCTTTTAGAAGGAAAAGGTGAATATAGAACACAAGGATCTCGACAAAACGTAATGCCTCTATTAGGACCATTACTTGAGGGAGATTCTCCTATCCTCCTTTGGCTGATAGAGGGGCAAGTTCTATCACCTTCCGAGTTAAATTCACTATCTCAGCTAAGCAAGAAAGAATCTCGTTTAAAGATTGTTGTTGAGATGGGCGGGGCCCGAAGCTTGGAATGGTATCCGCTTTCAACAATTGCCTCTAACTAACAACTTAACAGGCAACGGACCAGAATCATCCCTATATTCTGGTGAATGGGTCAAGCTAATATGTGGGGCTAGTAACGAGGACTTAGCATCCATAGAAGATTTATGTGGAATTTACACCCTGGCTGGAGTTGATTGTATAGATGTAGCTCCCAATATAGCAGTCGTAAGCGCCGCAAGAGGAGGTATTAAATGGGCAATGGAACGAGGGGGTAAACAACCTTGGTTAATGGTTAGCTTAAGTGATGGTGATGATCCACATTTTAGAAAAGCCTGGTTTAATCCTAGTCTTTGTCCTTCAGACTGTCCTCGACCATGCCAGAACATTTGTCCTACTTTAGCTATTGATACTACTGGCATTGTTCCTGAACTTTGTTATGGTTGTGGTCGCTGTTTACCATCTTGTTCCTTCGATCTAATACATACATTTTCTCAGGTGACGCATACTCAGGATATACCAAATTTATTATTAGATCTATCCCCTGATGTAGTCGAGCTGCACACACAATTAGGTCGCTTACAATCATTTAGTGAGCGAGTAAAGCAGATTCAAATTAGCGGTATCCCTACTAAGTATTTGGCCGTAAGTTTGGGGCTGGATAATTCAAAACAATTGTGTTCCGGGCAATTAAAGACTGAACTCTGGGAACGTTATAAACTTATATTACAGTCAAATCTATGTCCCATCTGGCAACTAGATGGTAGACCCATGAGCGGTGATATCGGGGCTGGAACTGCTTATGCTTCTATTCGTTTACTTAATACTTTATTACATCTATTACCTCCAGGGCCTATACAGTTGGCAGGAGGAACAAATAGTCAAACAATATTACTTGCAGAGCAAGCTTTTCCTAATCGCTCGGTAAGTGAACGGAAATTGGCTGGAGTAGCCTTTGGTGGCATAGCTCGCCGATTATTACAACCATTAATTTTAAAAGCAGAAACTATGGGCCTTCGTTTACTGAAGCACCCCGACCTGAGAGATGAAGCTGTTCGATTGGCTTATAGCCTTGTCAGTACATGGCGTCGACATTAAGCATTCATCTCATCTTATTGAACACTGTTTAAGATTAAGGATATTTTTACCATGGTACCCATCAAAGTTGTTCACCTAACTCAGGATCAATCTAATAATGAGGATCTAGCCTATTTACTAAATTTATTGCCGAGTAGTATAGTCGATGCTCTAACATTCCAATCTCTTAAAGAACCCTTACTGGAAATAGTGCTGGATCTTGGCAGAATTCCACAAGCTCGTTACAAAGACTACATTCTACCATTAGGCGATAAGCCGATAACTCGAGCAGAATTAGCTGAAGTAGTAAAACAGCTAGGACCATTTGGTGACGATAATCGAGTCGGAATTGAAGGCACTTTACATCGAATCAGTGCCCTACGTAATCGATGCGGTTCAATTATTGGTCTAACTTGTCGCATAGGACGCGCGACACGGAGCAATGCTAAGATAGTGAGAGATATATTAGACAGTGGTCAGTCAATTTTGATAATGGGGCGTCCTGGGATCGGTAAGACCACAACACTACGAGATATTGCCAGGATACTGGCAGATGAATTGAACCGAAGAGTAATCGTGATTGATACAAGTAATGAAATAGCAGGTGATGGTGATATACCTCATCCATCTATAGGTCAATCTCGCCGTATACAAGTTCCTAATCCTATCCTGCAACACCGAATGATGATTGAAGCAGTAGAGAATCACACACCTGAAGTTATTATCATTGATGAAATCGGTACGGAGATGGAAGCTCAGGCAGCTCGTACAATTGCTGAACGTGGAATACAATTGATTGCTACTGCCCACGGGAATGGGCTAGTTAACCTAATTAAGAATCCTACACTAAGTGATTTGATTGGGGGCATTCAATCAGTTATTTTGAGTGATGATGAAGCTCAACGACGTTCGACTCAAAAAACGGTGTTGGAAAGGGCGACAAAACCAACATTTCACGTTGCTGTAGAGATGCATAGTAGTTTCCGTTGGTCTGTTCATACGAATGTTGCACAGACTGTTGATATAATACTTCAAGGTTATCAACCGAAGTTCAAAGAAAATAAACTTATGACGAAATACGAGACTTACAGCTCTGAATCGCTGTCTAATAGGAAAATTACTGTTAAAAATAATTCTAGTTGGCAGTCATCAGTGTGGAATGCGTCTGACCAGTCGTCTGGTGATTTTCAGTCACAACAAAAATCCCAGCATTTGGGTAGTAACGCTGTTGCTTCAGGACTTTGCATTTATCCTGGTGGAGTTGATTACCAATTGTTAAATGAACTAATTTGTTTATATAAGTGGCCTATAATTTTAGTAAGCAAAGTGGAAGAAGCAACTATAGTTCTTGCCCTACCCCATTATTTAAGTAGTGATTCAAAAGTGAGACACTGTGCACGAACTCATCGCATCCCAATTCTTGTAGTCAAATCAAATACTACTCTCCACATTCAGCAAGCGATAAAAAGATTGTTACAATCTTATATCTAAAATATCATTCTTCTATGTTGACATAATACCAGATGACCATCATTATGCTTTAGGTGCAGATGGTTAGCAGTATAGATCAAGAGAAAGTAAATAAGAAATCCTTGGAGAATTTTGCAAGTTATTATTAACAATCAGTAATACTTGTTAATGTCTTTGTGAATTAGAGGGGGTGATTAATGTTTTTTTATGGTTCGGCAATTGACGAAGGTCACTCCACTATGAGTAACTATTTAAAGTGTTCGACCAAGTTTGTCAGAACTACCTCTGACGAACCTGAGTGTGCACCGTGATGGGCCGTCGCCAAGTGGTAAGGCAGCGGGTTTTGGTCCCGCCATTCCTAGGTTCGAATCCTAGCGGCCCAGCTTACTTCTTCAGGTAAATCTTAATTCTTTCTTATTCAATGATTGATATGGCACAAAATTAAAACTCAGCAGTAAAACAACAAACTCTAAATTATTTACTTAAGTGTTCTTAAATAAGAATGGTATACCATCAAAGAAACAATCTTAATATATACATAATCTTGTAGACTCTAGAAATGAATTCAGTGGGCGGTACCTCTAAGAAGTACAATGGTTCTGAACTTCCCTTTCATTTTCGTTGATTTATCCTCACTTGTATTTTTTCAGGGACACACTATGATAATGTCTATTTGTATCATCCTTGCCTATCCCGGAATGATATGTATATAGGACGTTTAAAATTCGATGCGAAAGTTTGTTCCATCCTTTAATTTCAAAGTATGTCAAGCGATCTAACGTCAACAGATTTCCGAAGTGATGATTTAAAAAAGGAGGACAGAGAGAAAGCGCTTAGCTCTGTTCTTAGTCAGATAGAGCGTAATTTCGGTAAAGGTTCTATAATGCGTCTGGGAGATGCTACTCGTATGCGAGTAGAAACCATATCGACAGGTGCTCTTACGTTAGATCTTGCACTTGGAGGTGGTTATCCTAAAGGGCGTATCGTTGAAGTCTATGGACCGGAAAGTTCTGGGAAAACGACACTAACTCTTCATGCAATAGCCGAGGTACAAAAACAAGGTGGAGTAGCTGCATTTGTAGACGCTGAGCATGCACTGGATCCTGTTTATGCAGCTACTCTAGGTGTGGACGTAGAAAACTTGCTTATCTCTCAACCGGATACTGGTGAGATGGCTCTAGAAATCGTAGACCAATTAGTTCGCTCTGGTGCTGTTGATATTATAGTAATAGACTCTGTTGCAGCTCTCACCCCTCGAGCTGAAATCGAAGGTGAAATGGGAGATGTTGTTGTGGGTAGCCAAGCTCGTTTAATGAGCCAGGCGATGAGGAAAATCACAGGTAATATTGGGAAATCTGGATGCACTGTAATATTTCTTAATCAACTACGAATGAAGATAGGTGTTACTTATGGTAATCCGGAGACAACAAGCGGTGGTAACGCTTTGAAGTTTTATGCATCCGTTCGTTTAGATATACGTAGAATTCAAACGCTTAAGCGAGGAACAGAAGAATACGGTATTCGCGCTAAGGTTAAAGTAGCTAAAAATAAAGTCGCGCCACCTTTAAGAATTGCTGAATTTGATATTCTATTTGGTCAAGGTATTAGTACTCTTGGATGCTTGCTAGACTTGGCAGAGGAAATAGGTGTAGTTATACGTAAAGGGTCATGGTATAGCTATGATGGAAAAAATATTGGTCAAGGTAGAGATAATGCTATTAGCTGGCTTGCAGAGAATCCAGAGAGTTTGCAAGGAATAGACGTGCTTGTCCGGCAAAAAGTTACTGATGGAACTAGCGTTAGCTCTAATACTGTGACATTAACATCACCCAAATCACCTAATATCGCCGCCTAAATTAAGAAAATTTTGCTTGGTCTTTCTCTGCAGATCGAAACATCGATACTTAATTCTCCTGGTCATTGCAGTTGCAATAACTATCTAGACTTTGTGAATCTTCAAAATAAACTGCTTGTTTACAACTGAATACTAAAGATAGTAGACCAAGTGTCAGGTCATATCACCGAGCCTCCACCAGTTTGCAGTAGGACCGATGAATCGAACAATTATCCAAAATAGTATGAGAGTACTAATTCCAGTCCAAGCACCTCGAGTAGTAATAGCTACGAATGAACTAGCTCTATCCTGATCAAATTGCAGCCAAGACATCACAGGTTTAGCATCTTTGTCTATTTTGCTGTATTCCCTGGTAAATGACTTTTGAGTAGTACGTCGCTTGGCTTCATCCATAAAATAAATGCATACTGCATTAATGATAGGTCCTTTCCTAAATTTAGGGATTCTTGAGACTATGTCACTGGTTTATTTCAATGTTTTTAGGTATATAAAATATGATAATGATCAAGATAAAACCTAGGATTGGATTAACTTATTTAGCTGATTTATTTATATGCGATTTCAATATTATTAACAACATGAGTAGCCTATACTTAATATAGAAGCATAAAGAATTAGCTAAGAGTACAGGAAAGAAATGATTATTCAGTAATAGAGCTATAACAATTTCTGGAAATAATAGATGCAGTGAAAATAATATCAATTACCTTTCACTCTCGATGGTAAGCTGACCGTATTGCATCTAAGGTACTAAATATTATGTTCCCTAACGCAAATACACTTTTAGGTGTGGTTGGTCTTGGTCTAATTGGTGGTTCGTTGTCCCTAGATTTACAAGCACTGGGCTACAAAGTACATGGTCTTGTATCACGTCAAGAAACAATTGAGCGAGCTCATGAACGTAAGCTTGCTACTGAAATCAGTACGGATCCTAATATCCTGTTAGATTGCGACTTAATAATTCTTGCACATCCTTTAAAACAATTATTAGAACCTCCTAAGAAGCTTTTAGAATCTTTACCCCTTTCCAGTGTAATCACAGATGTGGGGTCTGTTAAATCCCCTGTTTTAGAAAAATGGCAAGATTTACACCCACGATTTGTGGCAAGTCATCCTATGGCAGGACGTAGTGAAAGTGGTATCGAAGCAGGGGTCAGGGGACTCTTTAAGTCTCGACCTTGGATCGCCACACCAAATCATTTAACTGATCCTATAGCGTTAGATTGTGTACGGAAAATAGCTGAATCTATCGGTAGTCATTGGTTAATCGCAGATGCAAGAGCACATGATCAGGCAGTAGCCTTGGTATCTCACATGCCATTGATTATAAGTGCTGCCCTAATTAAGACAATGTCAGAAGACGTAAACCCTATAGTAAAATCTCTTGCCAGAGCTTTAGCGTCGTCGGGTTTTGCAGATACTAGCAGGATAGGAGGAGGAGATCCTCATATCGGAACCGGGATGGCACAATGTAATACGGAAGCACTAATTCATTCTATAGCGACTTATCGTCAAAGTTTAGAAAGACTAGAAGAGTTAATTAGCACAGCTAATTGGGCTGAGCTCCATAAAGAACTTGAACATACACAGAAGTTAAGGCCTGAATTCTTGTGAAAAAATAATCTATGAGATAGATATTTCAGCAATCTTCAGGATTATCTAGGTTGAATGCAGTCATCAACATACAATCTCCGGTGATGCTCATATCTCCAGACAAATCGTTATTCAACATTTATATAGAATGTTTACTACAATCAAGTAATCAGGCTATCCTAAATACTCTTTGCGTAACTCCTGAATTTTTCCGACTACAGCATTGCGCTTCTCACTAGTCGTGAGATTCTTCCAGCTCCACTGACCGACGATGATAACCCCTAATAGTTCCAATAGGCCAGGGATTACAGGAAGTAAGTTAATGGTATCAAGAACTCCTTTTATCAGGATTTGGGCCACTATAACAGCTGCAAGAATTCCTGTAGCTTTACCTATACGACCCATTTGACTCCAGTCAACGGTGTCAAGAGTCTTATTTAAGTTTGTCAGTACTTCGCCGTAACGTCCAGAGAAATTACTACTACTATCTTGCTCACCTATAGTGGCACTCTCCACCTTAGCGGCAGTGTTGTTTACTTCGGTGGCGGAGTCATTCATGAATGGGACAAGATTTTTTCAACTTCTATCAAATTATCGGGACGCTGCAGCTGTTGCGAGACTTGGTGTGCATCGATTGACATTGGCTGATAGTTTTAGCCGATAAATAGTAGAGATCATTCATAGATAGACTTATCAGTTTTTCCTGTTCTGGAACTTTATTTAGGCATGCATAAGCAATTATAAAGCGATCTTTATTAGCTTTTAGAGATAAACAGGATTTGTTTCAGGATTGTCAGTTGTCAGCAACTGTAATATTTCCTGATCAAATAGTAACAAGATATTGAATAGCCAGATTTAAGTATATTAGGAGACATGAAGATGAATACATACGTAATCCGATTACACTATGCATTTAATAGTCAACACCACGTTTTAAGTGAACACCTTGTTCTGCATAGTGTTTATGGCATACCATCTCGGAATGTATACTAGCCAAGGCAAAATAAGCTGGTGGATTCTTACAGCGTCCAGTAATAATAATTTCAGTTTCTGGAGGCTTACTTAGCAGTGTTTGAACAATAGGCTCAACAGGTAGCAGCTCCAAATCTACTGTTGGATTTAATTCATCTAAAATGACGGTCTTGTAAAGCCCACTCATGATTGCGGCACGAGCAATTTCCCATACTCTCTCGGCTTCTATATAGTCAATAGGCTGTTGTTGTCCTCGCCAGACAATAGCATCACGACCAGACCGTAAATGGTCTACCAAATGCGGGTAACTTGCTTTCAGAGCCGCAATAGCAGCATCTTCTGTATATCCCCTCCCACCCTTCAACCATTGTATAATAAGAACCCGATGACTTTTATCTTGGCTAATTCCTCTACCAATTGCTTGGAGAGCTTTACCTAAGGCGCTAGTGGATTTTCCTTTTCCTTCGCCTGTATAAATCTCTATTCCATACAGACCTTGAAATGTACTCTCACTCGTTGATATCTGGGTGTTGCGACGACAGTGCGCTTTCATCTCAGAGTGGAGGTCTGCCATTTTTACTAAACTTTGTGGTGCACAACGTCCTGTAACGATCACTTCCATATTATTTGGTCTAGTATTTAGCGTGTGAATGACTTCATTAACATCTAATAAATTAAGGTTTAAAACAGGGTTAAGTTCATCGAGAACCACAACTGAATACAAAGCACTGGCAATAGCTTTTTGGGCTATCGTCCATCCTCTCTGTGCCTCATAGATATCAAAAGGGGTAATATCCTCCACAGCAAAGTAATCTCCACGACCAGTACGTACCTGATCAATTAAATGCGGAAATCCCTGTTGAAGTGCTTCAATAGCTGCATCCTCATCATAGGCCCGTCCGGGCCCCTTTAGAAAACGTAGTAGTAAAACCCGTGTATTTTGCTGTTCGCAAATACCTAATCCTATTGTTCGTAGCACAACGCCTAAAGCTGCTTGGCTTTTGCCTTTACCTTCTCCATCATAAAGATGAAATTGGCCAGTAGCGCGTTCTTTACTGTCACTCGCTGTGACAATTCCGATACCTACACGATCCTTAATCCCATCACACAAAATAATTTTGCTAGTGGTCTCCGCCACAGCCGAGATTTTTAGATATCTAGCTTACCTCTTTTCCGAAATTTTGGTTAGTCTATTTATTCTTGAATGATCTATCCTAGAGACTTAAAATTATAAACCAGATTCAATACCTGTAAAATAATTTACCATCTTATTTCCTAACCGTATATACAAAATTTACAGATAAATCAGACCGATTATTATAGTGATTTGATAGCAAGCAAAAGTATTATTCCTCAGCAGGAGAAAAATGGTGGGATTATCGACAATGTACCACTTACAACGTAATATCTATTTTAAGGATGAGGGTATATTGTTACATCTAGAGACTTATCCTTAAATATCTATTTGGAGTTTCTGATTAAGTTGAGGTTAAAATACTGATATATATGGATCTCTAGGACTATTAACAATAGTCCTAGGAGCTTCACGCCGAAAACTTTTCAAAGCATGGTGTTTTGCGCCTAGCGCATTTCTCAGAATGTTACAAGCCTCTTCTGGCATTGTATGATCCCCACAGGTAAATACATCAACAGCAGCATATCCAGATTCTGGCCAAGTATGGATTGAAATGTGAGATTCCGCCAACAATGCTAGACCAGTGACCCCCTGGGGCTCAAATCGATGCGTAATCAGGTTAATAAGTGTAGCACCAGCAGATTTAGCAGCACGCGTAATAATATTTCTTAAGAAAGACTCATCATTAAGTTTAAAAACATCACAGTCGTAAAGTTCTAAAATACAATGTTTCCCAACCATCTCCGTAGGTGAAGAAGATGGATTAGGGACTTCATAATTTGTAGAGGTGTCCCATCCTGGATTGGGATGGAGGCAAGATAAAGTCTCTTTCATCAAAGTTAATAAAATCACCTTCTACACTAGCGTGAAAATCACCGTTCTCAACCATCTCTTAATTTTGTTCCATAGAGATCAACTTACCTGAGCTTACCTTTACAATCTGTGAGGATCTATACCAACTTGGAGTGAGAACACTAATATTTGTAGCACTTACCAAACACTGGTACTCTTTCTCAATAGCGTCAAGTAGCAATTCTTGTCTATCACTATCTAATTCTGCCATAACATCGTCAAGTATTAGAATGGGAGGATCTTCATATATCTGATGTATTAGATTCAACTCGGCCATTTTTAGAGCAAGGACTATAGTCCTTTGTTGACCCCCAGAAGCGTAACAACGAGCCATTTGACCGTTCAGGAAAATACCAATTTCGTCACGATGAGGCCCAACAATACATCTATAAGTTCTTAACTCTTGTTCACGCTGTGCCTTCAACTGTGCAATTAATGCCTCACGCCAAACCTGTTCGTTTTCTTCCTTGGGTAAAGTGGAACCCCTTTGGTAGTCTAAGCTTAATACTTCACCGCCATTACTGAGTTTTTTTTGCCAATGTTCGGCAAACGGTTGTAATCGGTTCAGAGCTCTATATCGACGGCGATGAACTCTAACTCCAATGAGGGATAATTGTTGATCAAAAATGTCTAATAAGTCTTCTACATTAGATTGTCCTGAATTTTTACGTAGTAATTGATATCTTTGCTTTAGCAATTTCCCGTACTTCTTTATTAATTCACTATAGACAGGTTCTAATTGTAGAACGATTTTATCCAACCACAGACGACGTTGAACAGGTTCTCCTCGTAATAAATGTAAATCGAGAGAGCTAAAGCTAACGCATCGCATAGACAATAACAAGTCACCTTGCCGATCTAGTCGTTTCCCGTTACGTCTAACTTGACGTCCCCCGTATTTCCTAAATTCTATTTCTAGTAAGTCTCCATGATTAGTGAGTCCTCGCACTATACTCATGTCTTTACCGTGATTAATTAATTCATAGTCATAACTAGAACGACATGAATGCAGAGTACCTAAAAGCTCCACAGCCTCTAATAGGTTAGACTTGCCTTGACCATTGTTCCCAAGAATTAGAATTCGTGAAGAATCTAATTGCAGGGCTTCGTGTTGATAGTTACGGAACTGTTCAAGTTCTAGGAGATGTAGCCGAATGGGACTTATGCAGTGAGTGGCTAAACTAGCGGTTAGTAGGAGTCTCTCCTACTCGATCAATGGCTTTGGGCATGTAGCTCAGTTGGATAGAGCATCAGATTCCGGTTCTGAGGGTCGGGGGTTCGAATCCCTCCATGCTCGTTAAATGTACTTAAGATTGTCACACTACATTTTCATTTAGAGTCAGGCCCATCGCTCGTATGCCATCAGGATCAACTAAAAAACCTAGACGTTGCAAAGGAATCAGAGCTTCTGGTGATGCTGCGAGAGAAATACTGCAACTTGGGAAATCTTTTCGTAGAATAGTGAGAGCTTCTTGAGCAAGTACTTCCAACACTAACGATGAATCGACTAAATTTGGTAATGTAACTAAATCCCAAAGGTTCGCATTAAGAGCTTTGTCACTAGTAGCTCGAACAAAGCCTATAAGCTTCCCCTCTTGGTTTGTGACAGTAAGGTACCAAAGACTGTTATCTAAGGCCCCAATTAACTTATTCAGAGGGCGACTAGGTTCACCGCAAGACACTAGCAGTTCATTCAGTTCGGCTAGATCCGGCTGTATTGTTGAACTCAGTACATATCCTACAGGCAAGCGGGACAGTTGTGTTGGACTATAAAAAGAGAATAAATTCAACCTGTGTAATTTATCCAGCAATGTTTTTAAGTCTAGACAATGATCTGCTTATGAGGTGACTACTGTGATCAGTTTTCAATAGTACAATTTGTCTAATTATAGTTAACTCAGTATAGTACTCAAAGTCTCATCCTGCTGAGCCATCCTCGCAATCTCTTTAGATAATATCTGAGAAATACTGAACCCTTGATTAATATCTTTCAGCCATCGTATGGATTGGTTTCCATCCTGGAGTATACCCTGCAAGGGTTTTAGTACATTGATCAAACCATAAGTTTGGGCAAGTGGTTGCATTTCTTCTAATACCTCATTGATCAAATCTCGTGCTACAATAGCTTGACCATTACGCCAATTCAATAATGTTGCTTCCAGACTATATTGCGCAGCTGCTTGGTCATTAATATCTGCCATTATTGCTAATTCTGTTGGACTAAATTTGCTCGCTAATAAGGGATCATACTGTTCTATGTTATTAATTAAACTGAGAAGTCGCAATTCTAGGAATGCTGTGATTGCTAGTAAGACTTTTGGATCACTGACGAGATCACAGATTCGCAACTCTAAGCGGTTAATATCATAAGGACGGTTTTCACCATTAGGTCGCACAGAGGTCCATAAATGACGTTCGTTATACATAGACCCTACGAGTAATTGTGCTTCCATCCAGTTGATATAATTCTCATGATCAATAAATAATGGTACCTGCGCTGGTGTTAATGGAAACTGTTTCCATCTTTGTGAATGAGCATTGCAAACCTCTCCATCTAAGAAAGGTGAACTAGCACTTAGCGCAAGTAAAAGAGCCGCTTCACATCTTACTAGGCGGCAGCTTGCAAATAAAAGGTCCATATCGTCGAGTCCAAAATTAATATGAACACTGGCAGTTACCACCCTAGTTCCATAATTCAATTCAATTATATCGTGATATGAACTGTCAGGATTTGAGCGTTCAAACTGATGGCTATTGCCTAAACTCAAGGTGCTACCAGGTAGCAATGTTAAACCCTTGTCTGATAACCAATTACGTAGTCGTAAACGTGGTTCTACTAATAATATAAGCTGTTGATCATAACTCGCATTCGGTGGAGTCGTATACTCCAGATTTCGCTGGTCAGGTTCTGTTACAAAACCTGTTAACGCTCGAGCAGCTTCTGAGGCTATACCAATAACCGTACCATCGGGTTTTCCGGTAAATAGTTCGACCTCGAAACCCTTTAACAATAGAGGATGATTCACAGCTATGGATTTACAAGACAAGCTAGGGCCTTCAGCAATCCTCGAGCTTTATTGAGAGTTTCCTGATACTCGGTTTTAGGTTGAGAATCCGCCACAACTCCTGCTCCTGCCTGTACTTGTACACGCCATCCACCATCTTTCTGTGAAGAGACAATCATAGAACGAATGGTAATCGCAGTATTTAAAGCACCTGTCAAGTCAACAGAACCGTACACACCTGAGTAAGGTCCCCGTGCCCCAGGTTCGTAGTCATATATTAGTTGCATGGCACGAATCTTAGGAGCCCCGCTAACTGTACCGGCGGGAAAGGAGGCCATTAATAGGTCCCAAATTCCATGAGAAGGATCAAGTTGACCATAAATTTGACTAACGATATGCATTACATGTGAGTAACGTTCAATTACCATTAAATCAGTAACCTTCACAGTTCCAGGAATTGAAACTCGTCCTAAATCGTTACGACCTAGATCTACCAACATTACATGTTCAGCTCTTTCTTTTGGATCAGACAGTAAATCTAACTCTAATTGGTGATCTTCGCCTTCATTGTTACCACGAGGACGAGTACCCGCAATTGGACGAAGAGAAGCTTGTATTCCTTGTGTATTAGGCTCTGCTTTTACCATAACTTCAGGACTAGAGCCAATTAAGAGCCATTCTCCAAAATTGAAGAATGCCATGTAAGGCGATGGATTAACCATTCGCAGGCTACGATAAATCTCAAAAGGATCGCGATAAAAACTACATTCCAGCTTTTGACTAAGCACCAATTGGAAAATATCTCCTGAGGAAATATTTTCTCGACTTTTAGCTACAGCAACTTCAAAATCCTTCTGGGTTCGATTGCTACGACTTGGGAGAGAGAGTGGTGGATTATCTTGCCACGATAGTGATGCTGCTGAAGTCAAGGGTTCTCGTAAGAGTGATTCAAGGTCCTGAATACGCTTACTTGCAGTAGAAAAGGCCGTTTCAGGATTTTGACCACTGGTTAAATCAGCATATACTACGGCTGTAATTTGTCGTTTTACTTGGTCAAAGATTAAAATACTATCTGCCAACATCCAGCATCCATCTGGTGGATCATCAAAGTAACGAGGATGTACTGGAACTGTATTTTCGATCCAAGAAATCAATTCATAACCCCAAAACCCAAACAATTGTCCTAAGGGAGGAAGACCAGGTAAAGGAGCTGGGTTATATAAAGCCAGAATATTCCTTAATGCTTCAAAGGGGTTACCGCGTGTAACTCTATCCTGCTTGCCACCTCGTGTATACTGGTGTATCTGATCGCCACGTACTGTTAATATCCATAATGGATCAGTTACAACGAAACTCCAGCGTCCTAAGCGTTCACCTCCTTCAACAGATTCTAATAGCACCCCATGATTTGCCTTGGTTCCGACTTTGAGCCAAGTAGTTAGAGGAGTCTCTAGATCTGCTGGCCAATGATGAGTCACTGGAATAAAGTTATTACCATCGGCAACCTGCTGAAGAAAGGTTTCACGGTCGAGAAAAGACATCGCAGAAACCGGTAAGCGGTAATTTCAGAAAAAAAAAGGGGCACGATGCCCCTATGCTTGTGTAAAATGTGAAAGAATGATTTAAGCGTCGTAAGGGTGACGTCCAGTGAATTTAATACTGGATGGATCTACATTAGCGCCGATCCGGCGAGGGTTGTGATTAACCATAGGACGTCCATCGTTAACTTTTTCTGGAAAAACACCATCACTAGGGTGAATAAATTCAGTATTGCCACCTGGGAATACTCTATAGATCTTATAATTCTCAATTCTTGGCTTGAATTTAGTTCTTAATTGAGTACCCAGAGCAAGACACTGTTCCTTACGGGCAAAGTACATTAAGTTGTCGCCTTCATTCATCATTGCAGCTCCCCCAGTAGGTAACTCAAAGACCTGCCCAGAGGGACTATTCCAAGTAATAGCGTATTTTTCCTCGGTTTCAGCAGAATTTAGTAAGCCACCAGTGCTACCTATAAACTGCGGAAGTTGACCGCTCAGATCAGCCATAGTATGTCCGTTTGGGGAGAGAAGTTAGTAGATCGTTACGTGTCTAAGCTAGCACTATGCTTTGATTTTTATTTGTGTGAAAACTGTAGTCTTCACACCCGTCAACAAATCTCTCCAGCAAGTGGGAAGAATACTATTAAACTGTTACTAGATCCCTCACTTACTTGACCACCGAGGCTATGAAATAATCTCTGAGTAGCCTCTTGACTTAATTGTAAACTACCGGTAGTTGGATTCCATGTTAAAACTGGATTTAAGCAAGCCTGTTTATCATTAGATTGTATACAAGTTGGTTCTATGGTTCCAGCTTGCGATTTACATCCAAGTTGTAATTTAAGCCTAGTTCCAGCAGATGTTAAACTTAATTGAATAGTATGGCTAGAGTCTAAATCTCGACTATAGCGAGCGACCAATCCGCCTAACATCGTTTCTAACCGACTAGGATCACTTAAAATTTCTGGTAATTCTGGAGTAATTGATATTACTAAACGTAACCCTCGTCTTTCTAGTTGTTGTTGCCAAATAGGCTTAAGATGTAAGAGTAGTTGACTGAGATTAGTTCGAGCGAGCTGCTGTAAACTTTCGGGTTGACGTTGTAATTCGGCTGCATGAAAAATCAATCCAAATCGATCAATTTGCTCGCTACATTCACCATCGATTTGGATGAGTCTCTGCCGAACTATATTTGCTAAGTCACTACGTCTTAATAGAGAGCGAATGAGCGTCCGAATAGTTGCTAAGGGAGTTCGAACTTCATGACTAAGTGCTTCTAATAAGACTAACTCGGATTGATGTGCCTCAAAATCTGCTAATTGTCTTTGTTTTTCTTGCGAGTATATACTTGATGATTCGGTCAGTGTACTCGACCTTACTTTGGCAAGGCGTTGAGCTAATCGAGGCCAAAATAAGAGAGCTAAATCTTGTTTATTCTGCAGCGGTGCCATATCCTGCAATAACAAACGCAGGCGCTCACTCTCATTTGGTAAATCAATGTTAATGCGTTCACTTAATTGAAACAGTATAGAATCTATTGTTTTGGGATCTGTCCGTATGAGTAATTGTCTTTCGCGGGGAGGTCCATAAATTGCGAGCGCAATCTGCAACCCAGGTGTTATCAGAACCAAAAATGGATCACTACCATCTGTCTCTTTCAATGGTAAGATCGAACACTTACTATGGCCAAATCTAACGTTGGGGGCGTCTGGCAATACAGAATTCTGGCTATTATGCAAACAGCTTTCATCTTGCGACTTCCAAGCCCATCCATCAAATTGTTCTAGAAAAGTTGCACTATAAAAAGCCGATAACTTTGCTGCAAACCATATACCTTTAGTAGACTTTGGAGAGATTAGAAAATCTTCCTCTAGTGTATCTAAAGCTGTTATCCACTGATACCAAATACTTTCTTCATCATTATTTCCGGGAGGTACATCTTGAGCCAGCTGTTGGCGTATATAATCAAAAGTTAGCGGACTCACAGGCCTATGGACCTCTGACCACCCCTGCGAGCTATTGAGGCACATAATCCCAAAGATAAGAAATTTGCAATTATAGCAGAGCGTCCATAACTCATCCAAGGTAGAGGAATCCCTGTGATGGGTCCTAGACCAATGGTCATACTGATATTAACGAAGACTTGAAACATCACCATAGCAGCTATACCTATTACAACAAGAGACTCGAACGAATTCTTTGCATTTCCAGCAATTTGTATTAATCTCCAAATCAATAGTACAAAGCTACTTACGATAAGGACACACCCCAAAAAGCCTGTTTCTTCTCCTAAAACACTAAATATAAAGTCAGTATGTTGCTCGGGAATAAATTGAAGTTTCGTCATCTCACCTTGCATTAATCCTCTACCAAATATTTCACCAGCACCAATTGTAATTTGACTTTGTAAAAGATGATAGCCACCTCCAAGAGGATCTTTGCCTGGATCGAGGAATAAAATTAAGCGATCTCGCTGATACTCTTTAAGACCATATACCCACAAGTATGGTGCAATTATTGCCGAAATTACTTGTATGAATCCTACGATTGCTGGTCCAATACGAATTAGGGATAAAGGACTACGAACTAATATTAAAGGTCTACGAATCAGAAGACTGGTAATTGGAATCCATCCAGCTAATCCCAGAGGAAATACCACTCCCAGAATTCCACTAACTAAAGGAGAAATCAGCAGTATTACCAATGATAGTCTCATTCCTGACCAGAAAAGCATTGTGAGTAGTATGAAGCCAAAGACTAAGGAAGTACCAAGATCAGGCTGTATAAATACTAAGAACCATGGCATCGCAATGGTAGCCAGTGACAATCCAAAACCCCTAAAAGTCGTTGGGGGGTTGTTAGCTAATACGTCAGCCAAAAAGAGAATAACCGCTACTTTTGCAAACTCTGAAGGTTGAACATGCAACCCTGCTATATTAATCCAACGTTGAGCTCCTAATGCTGAAGTTCCAACAAACCGAACAGCGAGCAAACTGGCGATCGTTAAAAAATACAGAAGATCCAGCCAGTCTTTGACCCATTCAATTAACTTAGACCGAGCTATAAGTAAGGCTGTTTCTAAACCTATTACTCCAGTAGCCCAATGATAATACCATTTTACAGTATCAGTCCCTCTTTGAGTACTTGCAATCAATACTCCAGATAACAGTGTTAATCCTATGGGTACGCCCCATAAGCCTACAAGTTCTAATCTCCGTCTACGATTATCACCATCACTCCGGAAACTGAACTGTCTGGACCTTCTCCTTTGAGTTCCGAGGAAACGATGAAATGGTAGCATCGTTCCTTATGTTTTTAAAAGACTAAACTTAATCTTATCGGCTAAGCTTAAGAAAACTTGACCAGTAGCTGATGCTGGTTGTGCGATCACAACTGGTTGTCCTCTATCACTTCCCTGTTGTACAATTATTTCTAGAGGTAACTGACATAATAACTTTACATCCGCTTCTTCAGCAAGAATGGCCCCCCCGCCAATCCCAAACAATGGGTAACGTTTAGAAGGCTGATCAGGAGGTATGAACATACTCATATTCTCTATCACGCCTAATATGTTCACGCCCATTTGGGTAAACATAGCTAATCCACGTCTCGCATCTTGAAGAGATACTATCTGAGGAGTCGTAACCACAAGAGCGCCAGTAATTGGGACTGCTTGCGTGATTGATAGTTGAACATCACCCGTACCCGGCGGCAAATCTATAATTAGGACATCTCTATTTTCCCATGCCACTTGATAGAGGAACTGTCTGATAATACCATTTAACATCGGGCCTCGCCAAATCACAGGCTGTTTTTTATCAATTAATAGTCCCATTGATACTATTGTAATTCCACAAGACTGGATCGGCTTTAGTATCTGGTTATTACCACTACAGATAATTTCAGGAGTTAGATCAGAAACTCCAAGCATTGTGGGTGCATTAGGTCCATAGATATCGGCGTCCAGTAAACCAACCTTTAGACCGCTATGAGCTAATGCACAAGCTAAGTTTACGGCCACTGTACTCTTTCCAACACCTCCTTTTCCACTACTAACAACAATTATATTTTCAACGCCATCAATCGCTTGTACTGTATTTGACGTACTTGGAGTCCCATGACCAGCTTGTCCAATAGGTGCATTAGATGAAGACTGAGAAGATGGTGTCCCTAATTCAACTTGTATATTAATTGTATCATCTAAAGAAAGTAACGCTTGGCGAGCTTCTCTAACAATTATATCTCTTCTGGTATTAGCAAATTCAGGCAACTCAAGGCGGAGTACCACTCTATGATTTTGGATTTTTACCCTAGAAATCCAACCAAGCTCAATAATACTGTGACCGCTTCCTTGGTCAACGATATTAGCGAGAGTTTGGAGAACTTCGTTTATTGATACCATCATCCATATTGAATCGGATTGACGTTTAAATTATAAGTCCTCTCGGAATGACAGACTCTCTCCATCTCTTGTTTCGTGACCGGTAAAACTGACAAGGTGGTTAAGTTGCTATTCAGTCCATACGTTGGTGTTACGGTCACTCTTCTTACGGCATATTGGCCCGCCTACCCTTATGTTACCCCCTCCACCAGTTAACTCTCGCGAGCGAGTGAAAACTCTCTTAATGGGTTTGCAAGACAAAATATGTAGTGGACTAGAGCAAATTGATGGCGAAGCACTGTTTCGTGAAGACAGTTGGGTAAGACCTGAAGGGGGCGGAGGTCGTTCTCGTGTAATCAGGAACGGACGCATATTTGAACAAGGCGGCGTCAACTTCTCCGAAGTAGAAGGGGACCAGTTGCCTCCTTCGATACTTAACCAACGTCCTGAAGCTAAGGGACAACATTGGTTTGCTACGGGGACTTCAATGGTTCTCCATCCACGCAACCCATATATCCCTACTGTTCACTTGAATTACCGTTATTTTGAAGCTGGACCTGTTTGGTGGTTTGGTGGTGGCGCTGATCTTACGCCTTACTATGGTTTTCTCTCTGATGCCCAACATTTCCACAGGATTCTGAAAACAGCTTGTGATAGTCTTAACACAAACTATTATAAAGTCTTCAAGCCTTGGTGTGATGAATATTTCTATCTTCCACATCGTGGAGAGACGCGTGGAATAGGAGGTATATTCTACGATTATCAGGACCCATCAGGCATTCTATATAGAGGTCAGAATAGCTCCGGTCTAGCTGCAGCTGCGAGTGAAGCATTGAGTACGAGTAGTAGTCCTCATAATTGGGAGGACCTTTTTACTTTGACAGAAACATGCGGAAATGCTTTTTTACCTAGTTACTTACCAATTATTGAAAAACGTCAAAATTCAGTATATGGGGAGGAAGAACGTCAGTTTCAATTATATCGGCGTGGTCGCTATGTGGAATTCAACTTAGTTTTTGACCGAGGTACCATCTTCGGATTGCAAACGAATGGACGTACCGAGTCGATCCTAATGTCAATGCCTCCTTTAGTTCGATGGGAGTATGGATATACTGCCAAAGTGGGTAGCCGTGAACACTTACTAACTGAGGTTTTTAATCGCCCACAAAATTGGCTTGAGGATCCATATTTAGTTCAATACTGTGGAGATGAGAAAGCTTAAAATTAGTTGGTGCAGTAGAATTTGCAACTAATTAATCTCCAATCTTTGCCATAGAAGTAATCTAATGCTAATTAAGAGATTGTCAATAGTGGTTTCCCTTGAAAATAGTATAAGAATTATCCCTGAGGATTCACACACTTCTTATTCTTATGTATGTATTAATAGTTAAAGCCCATTAACTGAACACTAAGTACGTTATCTGCTCCGTGTTGGCTAGAAGTTCAATTTTTATTAACTACTGGCATGCTATACGATATTCATTCGTGTTGGATTAAGTTTAACGATTAGTTAGCCATTGTCATTTAACTCATTATAAGGGAGAACTGAGCAGGTCTCCATCACTCACTAATCCTAGACTGGGTCCTAATTCCAGCTCAAGTGCAATTAACTCATCGCGATGAGCTCGTAACTGTAACAAGGCTCCAGTATTAACGTCATCGCTAACAAGTTGAAATTCTACTCTCTCTGGCCTAGCAGCTCGAATTTGGTAAAATCTTCCAGCAATAGGACCGAGTAATACTGAAAGCAGAGGCCACCAACCTATGGAGGGAAATAATTGCACTATAATTAAACCAAGACAACCAGCACCTATCGTGCCCAGCGCAGAAAGTAATATAGCCAGACCAGTTGAAGCCACTACACTGCCCCGAAATCTTAGTATCTTTTTTTCTATGTCTCCGTCTTCTTGTTCCCATCCACGTTGATTAAGCCATTTAACAAGGCCATTTAAGACTTCAATGGCTGGTCGAGACGATCTTACTCTAACTACGGTAGTACGATCTTTACTTGCAGCTCTCAGAAAAAATATTAGGCCTATAGCAAGTAATAATGTTAATAGGAATGTTGAACTGATAGTAGAGAACAAAATTAAATTTAAACAACCATCAACTTTAGTGTAGCTGATTATGTTGTCGCGATGTCCAAGCAATAATACATGATCTTGTTGGGCTTATATATGTCATGAACCAAGATAAAAAAATAAGAAGCTATATAGTGAGACTTTTATTACACTATTACCTTGATCATACTTCTTTGTTAATCTACTAAATCGAGCGGAGTTTGCTCAATTATAATCAGACCTAATCAAAACAATGTTAAGCTTAATTTGTTCATATGTATGATAAGAATCGAGACGTTGGTGTTCATAAGTTACATATTTGTACACTATTAATCCTCCAAAAGAAAGTTTTCCTCGCTTTTTAATGCTGTCAATAAATCATCAAATAAAGCTCCCTGATTATTTTGTCCTGCACGAACTGTTTCCAGAATACGCTCCGCTATAGTAAGTCGTCCTGCTCCATCATTCAATCCTTCTTTAGCTGCTAAAAAATCGACCTTTCGCCTTGCTGCAGATAGACTAATACTCAATAAGCTTGCTATCTGGCTGCAAACTGTTATGTAAGCACGGTCCTGGATTGCTGCCATCTAGAATTAATGTATTAGGAGCCTTCCCATCATCTGTCTTCACTGGCACATTTTTCATTCAATATTTTAGATAATTAAAGTATATACAAGGTCTTGGTGAATACTGGTAATTTCCTCTGGATTCTTGTTGTTAACTTTTCTATCTATGACAAGGTAAATTATGTTTATAATTCCCAAAGTAGCTAATGTGGACTCAAGATTGGGTTTATTTCTATTATTCAGGGAAATATCCAATCAGATAATTGACTTGTCATTAATTCTGTGCAATTACCTAATTGGGTTAGGATTCGCAGAACTGATATGCTACAAGTTGAGAGACAACTCTCAAACGGCGGCATGGCCAAGTGGTAAGGCAGAGGATTGCAAATCCTTTATCCCCAGTTCGAATCTGGGTGCCGCCTTTAAGTTATGAGGTTTCTATACCCCTTTGCGTAAATTTTATTAAAATTCACTAATTAAAAATAAGTTCATTTGAGTAAAGAAATCTAAATTCTATCTTATCATGCATTTCCTATTGAGATTACCAGATGTGGGTTCCACTTCTATTATAGCGAGAAATATATTGACCTTATTGTCAAAATTGATAACTTCTGCCGATAAAACTAATCTAAATTGCTTAGAATATACTCTAGTTATCTCAGTAGTAAAAATCGTGTGGAAGTATTGATAACTTACTAATAGACTGTAACTGCTTCACCATTCGAAATTACTGTTTCCTGATTTTATCTATGTGGTACTGATGATCAAGCATGAATCTTTTCAACCGGGGATCGGTGTAGGGACATGGGCCTGGGGAAATCGCTTTCTTTGGAATTATAATTCACTGTCCGATGACAGTACTCTACACACTACCTTTAATACAGCTATCTCACTAGGTCTCAATTTCTTTGATACGGCTGATTCTTATGGAACTGGTAATCTCAATGGCCGTAGTGAATCGTTACTTGGGCGATTTGTTTCTCAACTTTCTCAAAATCAAGTTCAACAATTAACTTTAGCAACAAAGTTAGCACCTTTCCCATGGCGTTTCAAACACGGTTATCGAAAAGCCTTCTACTCATCTAAAAGTCGCTTACAAGGGCATCTAGATAGAGTTCAATTGCACTGGAGTACTGCACGTTATGCTCCTTATCAGGAGGGATTCTTAATTGATGCACTAGCACAATTAGTTTATGATAAACATGTGAACAGCTTAGGGATTTCGAATGTCGGTCCCAAAGGGCTAGGAAAGATTTATCGACGCTTAGCAATGAAGGGGGTACGTTTAGCAAGTGTACAAGTACAATTCTCTTTGTTAACATATAATCAAGCACTTCAAAGGGAGATGATTCTTGTATCGAGAGCTTTAGGAATCGAAGTACTTGCGTATAGTCCACTCGCTCTCGGTATACTCTCTCTCTCTTCCCCCAGTCAAGTCACTCTTCCCGTGGGCCCGAGGAAATTACTTTACAGACATATTCTGCCAGAAATTGGTGGATTATTATGTACATTAAATGAAATAGCAAAATCTAGACAAGTATGCACAGCACAAGTCGCTCTCAACTGGTGCCGTGCACATGGTGCTATGCCTATACCTGGGCTTCGGAACCCTGAGCAGGCAATTATAGCCGCAGGAGCCCTTCATTGGAATTTGGATTCAGGAGAGTTGGCTGAGCTTGATCGCATCAGCCAATCTCTGAAAGTTAGTATTCCTGAGAACCCGTTTCAGAGTTCTTGAGAGTCAGCAGTTGCTCCAATAGAGATTAAAGATTCTTCAGAGCTTTCAATTTTGCTTATTGACTTATGGTCCTGATTCATATCTTCAGGACTATCTTTGTTTGCTTCTTCATCGCAAGCAGCAAGTGCTTCTTGAAGAATCGAATCAAATGTAGTCCCAGGAAGACATCGTCTGGCAATTTCCAGAAAAGTTCGAGAAAGTGACTCTCGAGCTGCATCCCGTAATGCCGAGTTATTATGACGTTGTTCTTGCTCTTCCCTAACAGCACTGATAAATCTATAAGTTACGTCGCGCTTTGTTGAGGCTCGAATTAACGTTTCCTGTTCTGTTTGTGTTAAAGCTGTTTGCCTATCTATATCTTCTAGACGTCGCTTCAGACTTTCTAGAACATCCTGTGCTTCTTTTCCTACGTGAGCAAGCTGTCCATCAGAAAGGCGAGGTAAATCTGCTACAAATAGTTTACCGTGATCTCTAAGAGTTAGGAAAGTAGGGCGAGCTACCTGACGACCAGGTGCATTCTTGCGTGTATTTACAGGATGCTTATTAGATGTTGGACCTGCCGATGTACGGCGACGAGTAATACGGTTCCCTGTGTCAAAACCCATCGTTAGTTAATTCCTCTCACTGTTGTTTAGAAGTCTCTGGCGAGATAAGGGATTCATAAATTCTCATCTTAGTGAGTGAGTGATGCTGGCGCATATTCACCTACAATGCTGATACAAAGCCATCACTAGTTTTTGATTGGCAGTCACCTTTAGATAGGTACTCCGTTCAAACTAGTACTGTAAGTAACTGCTACTCGAACATCACCTAGCACTCATGCGTTGAGACCATGTTCCAAGCATACATCGATCGTGTCAACAACTGCAGTGTGGGAAAACGCAGTACGATATTGTATACTTAGATTGAATATATATTAGTTCGCACGTTCCAGTACTTTGTTTAGAGTCAATTAAACATAGCTGACTAATCTTTGATTTGAGAAACAATTCTCACAGACAAGACTATTAAGTAAATATCTGGGCAGAGTTTTAGGTATTTGATTAATTAAGCCATTCGATCAATTGGTACAGCCGGATTATATGAATTGAGTAATTTCATCCCGTAAGATTTTTTGGCCATATGATGGTATTTAAACTAATACTATTCATTTTCGAGATACTTCGAATTAAAAAAAGGTACTGCCATAAGATTTGCTACTTTAATTGCAGAATTTACAGCATCTCACTTGTATATAGACACTAGCCAACTTGTATACTTTATCTGAGTATCAAGTTTTGCTCTTTCATCAGTTTAATATCTTTAAGATCCACAATTTGTGTAGACTCTTGCTCTATTCCTTTAACAGATGTTTTTATTATTCTTGGACTAAGATTGGTGTCTATGTAACTGACGGAAAACAAGGCCTCTGCGATTAAATCGTGGATAGTCAATAGAGGTATTAGTAGCATACTTATTTATCTTGCCAGTGCACACGATAAGAAAGAACTAGAGTGAATTTGTTAAACGAAGTGGCAGTGTTTCTTCAATATAGTTAAACTTTTGTTAAGAATTAAGAAAAGGCTAATATACTTCATTTGTCATGAACTCATTTTTTTGTTGCAGTTATTTGTTGCAACTAGATACAATTGATTATATGACTTATTTTGTATGCCCCGCAAACCAATAATTGCTATTGATGGTCCTGCTGGAGCAGGGAAAAGTACAGTTACACGAGCTTTCGCTAAGCATCTGGGGCTTATTTACTTAGACACTGGAGCTATGTATCGAGCTTTAACATGGTGGATACACTATAAGGGTATCGATTCTAATGACGAAGATCTCATAAAACCCTTATTGAATAACCTAGATCTTAGGCTATTCTTAGAGGATGATTATAAGCAACAGGTGTGGATTAATGGACATACAGTGACAGAAGTGATTCGTTCCCCGCAAATAACAGCTGATGTATCCTTAGTGGCTACTCATCGCAGTGTTAGAGATGCTCTAACATTACAGCAGAAAAAGGTAGGGAGACAAGGTGGTTTAGTTGCAGAAGGAAGGGATATTGGTACAGCTGTGTTTCCATATGCGGATCTGAAAATTTTTCTTACAGCCACTAGTAGAGAAAGAGCACATCGAAGGGCAAATGACTTGAGAGCACAAGGTTTTGATGACTGTGATCTATATGAATTGGAAAAGCAAATTATTGAACGGGATAATATCGACTATTCTAGAGCTATTGCCCCCCTTAGGCAATCCTCAGATGCCATTGTTATTATAACTGATAAACTTAGCTGTCAACAAGTAGTTCAAGTCCTCGTTAATGTATTCCAAGATCAATTTCTTTAAATATGTAAGTGGGCTTCTATAGGAAACGAACGAGAAGTTCTCTTCGTCTTTCCAATTCTGGATAGATATTTCGTAGTTTTATTTAATTAATTACTGTAGCTGAACATAGTGTTTAATTTAGTATAGTTACTGGCTACAGAAAATAATGCTAAGGACTCAATGAGTATAATAAACGCTTGACAGTATAAGAGTCTATACTGAAACAATTTTATGCAAGAGAATTACTTATATTCTGTATTGCTAATTTAGCCCGCTCCCTGATTACAGAAATGTTTGCTAGAGATAAGTATTGAAGAGCTCGCTGAGCTCTGAGCGTAAACTCTAGTTTGGCTGGATTGTGTAGAATCGATGATTCAAGACCCACAATTACTGCATACCGAACAGCCCATTCAGCATCATGACAACCGGCCTCTAGAGCTGTCAATGATCTAATTCTTATTAGATCTTGTTGATCACGAGGAAGCCCAATTAATTTGAGATTCCCAAGACCTTTAGCTGCAGCACGTCGGACGCTAGGACCTATGTCCTCCCTTAACGCCTGCTCTAGTATTTCCAAACCTCGGACATCTCCGATAAGTGCTAACGCACGAATACTCCATCCGCGAGCACCATAATTATAACTATCGATTTTAGTTAACAATGGTAATACTGCATTCTCACCCAAAGCAACTAAACCATCTACAGCTTGCAATGCTGCGCCAGGATTATTAAAACCAAGTATTCTTATCAGAGTGGGTATTGCATGAATGCTAGTAGCATTCACCAAGTTTTTTGTCGCATTAGTTAAGGCATCTGCACTATCAGCGGCTTCTACAGATCTTATCAGGTATTCTATCTCAGACATTTTAGAATTGTCTACACAAAGGGTATCAGGCTTAAAAATCCAGATCATAATTGGTAGAACTTAAAGTAACTGATCCATAGATAGCAGTATCTCATTAATGGAGGGGTCTTGAGGATGACTAGGCGAACTATTCTCAATAAGACCTCTCAAAGCAATTAGTTTTAAGCTATTTTCAGCCAGAGTCTTCATAATAGGTTTTAATGCTGGCCGCCAACCAATAGCGCCTATGTCTATTAAAATTGATCTACGAACTTGCAACTGATGATGTGATAATAATTCCGTCAGTATATTTGCCCAACATGTATCTCCAGTTAATTGTAATAGTGCTCTGCAAGCAGCACCCCGAATTATAGGACGATCGTGATCTGAGAACGATTTCAGTATCGACAGCACTTCAGGGTTCGAACAACCGATATTTCCTAAAGCTTCCAAAATAGATTCACACGGTTCTTTTAACCTAGGACTGTTTTCTTGTACACTTCCTGCAACTTGAGGTCCACCAGCCAATATTTTCATTAATGGTTCAACCGCATCTTCTATTCTAAGATCACCTAAAGATCGTGCACTTGCTTCTTTTAGCTTATAGTCGTCTTCTTGTAGCGCTTGAAGCAATCTTGGTACTGCAGCCCTATTGTTTAATTTTCCTAGTGCTCGTGCTGCATTGTATGCAACCTTATTAGAATCAGTGCTGGTGGATTCAATTTTCTGTCGCTGATCTAAAGCTTTGCAAAGGAGAGGCACTGTATCTGGATGAGTACTACGATTGCGTCCTAGCCACCAAGCAGCGTAATACTGCATGGAAATATCGTTATCTTGTTTTAGCCAAAATAGTGCTTCAGCTTCACTAAGAGGTTTACTACTGCGATTAATATCGTATAAGGGTTGATGATTCTCATTCATTTCATTGGGCCTCCTATTCATTATCGCAGAATTTAATGATACTCATATTTAAACGACTTTGCATTTGCCTTATACCAAGTTATTAAGTTAACTTAAAAATGTCATAAGTAATGATTGAATCTCAGGATAGAGAATTTATCTTCTATCCTGAGATTGCGGTTTTGCCTAAGAGAAAAGGTTTGTTTTAGAGCCTTGTCTCCCAGTTTGATTAAGCTAAATTCCGCAGAACTTAATTAATTGAAATTAAGATAAAGCGTTGATAGCGTAATCGATGTAGTTGTTAGCAATTACACCAGCATCGCCGGAAACACCGTGGTTAGCCTTGATGTGGTTAAGAGCTTCTACGTACCAAGAAGGAGAGAGATCAAAAGTACGGTTGATCTCGTCAAGACCAGCAACTAGATACTCGTCCATAGGGCCAGTACCACCTGCTACTAGGCAGTAAGTAACCATACGGAGATAGTAACCGATGTCACGAGCACACTTCTCTTTACCGCGAGCATCAGCTGCGTAGTTAGGCCCCTGCATTTGTGTAGTGTAGGGGAACTTGTTGTAAACAGCCTGAGCAGCACCGTTTACTAGCTTGTCTGCACTAGCAGTTAGAGCTTTAGCAGCAGCCAATGCGTTAGCAGCACGCTCGTAACGACCAAAAGCAGCGTTTAGCTCAGTGTTGCTGAGGAAACGGCCCTGAGAATCAGCAGCTGCAACAGCTTCGGTTAGAGGAGTTTTCATTGTTGGTTTTGAAAGTTTGTTCGGGAATCTTCGATTAAAGAGGTAATCTTAAGCAACAGCAGCAGCTGCACGGTCAAAATAGGTGCCAAGCTCAGACATCAAAGATGCACAATCGCCAGGAGTGATACCGTTACGATTGTTAGCAATGGCGATAGCAGAAGCCTTCATTTTACGAACGCCTTCAGCTACAGAAGCGCCGGGAACGCCAAGTGCGAGATAAGTCTCGCGAAGACCGTTGAGGCAACGATCTTCTAGAACAGACGCATCACCAGCGAAAGCAGCGTAGGTTACATAGCGGAGGATGATCTCCATGTCGCGTAGGCAAGCAGCCATGCGACGGTTGGTGTAAGCATTACCGCCAGGAGCGATCAAAGCAGGCTGCTGAGCGAAGAGCTCACGAGCAGCGCTACTTACGATAGTAGCAGCGTTAGAAGTAATGCGGTTTACAGCATCCAAGCGCTTGTTGCTGTCGGCAACCATAGCTGCGAGAGCATCAATCTGACCAGCATTGATGAACTCACCGCGGGCATCAGCCTGGGCAACAACCTTAGTGAAGGCGTCGAACATTAGAGAAAGCTCCTATTCTCGACTAAAAAGTCGGTATAACCTTGAGCAGACAGGGATACATGGTACGCATGATTCCGGAGTCAACCGGTATCAGGCCAAGCTTGCCCCAAATCAACTCGCTCGTATATGATTGAACAGAACTTTTTAAAGTGGAAATAAACTTAATAAAAAGTCATTTTAACTTCCGGGAAAACTTGCGTGTTAATTCAATAACAGCATGCCTCAAGACTATCCGGAGTGCTATTCGCAGATATCTGACCACAATCAAATTTTGATTTAGCCATGTAAACTTACCTAATTGTAAGGGAGACGAATTTCTTGTAAAGAAGAAATTCGTCTCCACATTTTGGTTTTGTTTACCCCCCGAACTATAGCATGCTCGATTTCGTATGTACTAATTGATAAAAAGTAACCATTTAAGCTAAGTAAATTCGGAAATTACCATAAGAGAATATGGTAGACTGGGTGTCTTAAGTTCTCTAGTTTATAGGTGTAACACTAGCAATGCGTCCACCTTCACGCTGGATTTGTTGCTGGTACTGAAGCAACTTGTTAAATGGAATAAATCTTACGCGGTTACTACGCTTGTGGCGACCATAATTATTGAATCCACTGATTTCTACACGGAAGACTCTACCTTCTTCTCCAGCCCCTACACCCTGACGAGTGATTCCGTCGCTATTTACTTTACGGAATGCTGATCCCTTAGCATTTGGGCTAACAACAGGTATTGGTAGTTCTGCATGAATAGATGGATTTAAACGTGACTGTTGTTTCATCATATCGCCACGTACTGAAGCGGCAACACCACGTGCCAACTGCAGCATATAAGAGAATTGCAAGCCTTGCTGTCCAACTGAGTAGTCCCATCCGTGTAGGTATGGAACCATTTCTTCTCCGAAACGATTTTGGTACTCAGCGCTGTCTATATATGAATTAATTTCAGCGTCATATCCTTCTTCTTGAAGGATAGTAAAATGATGTAGCATTTCTGCTTTATTCTGTGGAGCACGACCTAGTAAGTGCTTATGGTTCAACTCGATGAATCTATATGGATTGCAGTTCTCAAAAAACTTGGAACGATATAAACCACTCTTTGCAACTTGTCTTACAAATTCACGAGTACTCAAGTAGCCTCTACGGAATAGGGATTCCGCACTCTCAATTCTCTCACTAGCCATAATATGTTGATAACCTAATACTTGCTTATAGACAGCAGTAATAAGGCTGTTAACGTCTGCTTCGGAACCGTTTAACCAATTCTCTTTATTCCGTCCGGGAGCAAAACGTTCAATGCCTAGATAAGCTGCATTAGCAAGTGTCATAAACAGTAGCTCAGTTAAGGATAATAAAGTCGACAAAGACTACAGATGTGTTGCTGTAACTAAGCGACATATTGAAGCTATTCATGACCTTAAACTGTCAGGGTACTGCTTTAGTCCAGGACAGCACACTAAGGCCACTATTGGATCTTATACGTACAGTTTTAATTGTGACTAAACCCTATGGAGTTGTTACGTTCACATCTATCCGAGGACCTGCTCAAGTGAGTGTGCTTTTGAAAGAAAAAACATGATTAAGTCTTCTCGGGGAATTTTTTTTACCTTGATTACACTTGTATAGCCTAGAAATTTTTCATACTTGATTAGTACTCGACAGCACTGAATATAGCGTTTTTGTTTACAATGAGTACGTTAGAGCTTAAAATTTTATAGGTATTATGAATCTCTGCCTTGAGAGTTGGCTAACATGATTCTAACGAATTCGGAGTCACTTGCTATTCTTCCGCAGTACCAATGCCTCTTTAAAATAGAAATAACCCTTATCGGCACAAATTATGACCGATATTCTTATCATCATGTTCGCAGTAAGAAGACTATAGTCAACCAAGTGTATATCACTAAAATAGGTTTAAGATTAATCGTTGGTCTAGATAATCTAACTATAGTGTCAGACTTCTCTCCATGTATCTACCCAAGATTGTGGAATTTCCTGACTAAAATCAATTGTACGTTCAAATTCAAAGACTCCCCCTAGAGAGCCCCAAACTTGTTCATGAGTGATAGGGTCATGTCCTCGATCAACTGTACGGAGGCCACCTGCGTTACTAAGCTCAAACTTACTGACTACATATGTCGCAATACCTTTTTTCCGTTCGACTAAACATCTACATCCAGGTTCGACTTCTCCAATGAAATTGCCTTGATCTTGATGAACGATATAGTCACAACCTTCCAAATGCTGTAAATCATTTTCCTGAATAGTTAGCATACGTTCGGGATCATTCACTGATCCCCAGTAGCGTTCTTCGTTCAATATTGAGTGACTGAATATCATTAATCGATTATCCCTAATCTCAACTTTCAATACTCGAATACGGTATGGATGATTAGGTGCAATAGCATATGATTGTTCAAGTAGGAGAGACCCTGGTGCCAAATGAGCTAGGGGACGAAATGTAGCGGTGATATGAGCGTAGAGAGGAGGATTATTAAATGCTTGCTGCTCGTTGCTAAAATTTGCGCTCAGTTTATGTACTAAATCACAAATAGGCGCAGTCATAAAAAAACGAGGACTTATCAGTTTGAACAGCATATAATGTGGACGTATTAACTCAAGTACCTAGTCCTGGTATATGTAGCTTAACCATACTGATTAAGTCTATGAACGATCGTCATTAATACACGTGTTAAAATAGCCTTGATTTACAGATCAATGAGTAAAATGCCAGGACCCAGATTTGAACTGGGGACACGGCGATTTTCAGTCGCCTGCTCTACCAACTGAGCTATCCCGGCTTAGTAGGTTGCTGATTCAGCAACAGACAAATATTAGATCATGGCCCGTCACTTTCGGTTTGCAACAGTATGGCCATGAGTTATCTAAATAAACCCGTTCTCTCGACTGTATTTATCGTATACCTAGTGCATGGTAAAATCCATGCAGGGCTAGGAGTGCTAATCCCATCGATGGCATGATACTTGATTTGTTCTGGATTTCCACGCTGACAATTCTTTGCCGTAATGATTTCCATTGCGAATTGCTAGCTCCATGTCCAAGAGTGACTACTCTGCTAAGTGTTATAGAGCTGAGTTTCTGCATTTTTCTCAATCCTGCATACTCAATATTTGCTAAACCTTCCAAAAGCGCATGTAAATACAAGCTATTACTTATAGGACAAGGTTCTATAAGTGGAACTAGATTTCTGTGATCAATGGGAAAGTCTTCACCTTTATTTACTAACGGATAGTGGAAAATGCCACTGGGAATATTTGGATCGATTTGGCGACATAAATCATTAATCATTTTATATGGGAAGATGTATTTTAGTACTTCAGTTCCAGCTCGAGATAGTCCTTGCGCAATCCAGTTCTGACCTAGTCGATAATTAATAATTTTATCGCTAATTAAAGGGATCTCTACGCGACAGTTCAACGATAGTTTATTGTTTAGCACCACGATACTATCAGCATTTTTAGGAAGATTTGCTATTACTCCAGCATTATCATTATTCGTACTGGCAATAATTAAGCAACCATCGGATAGACCGAGCATTGATGCTCGTTCCGTAGCAATAGAGCCAATCACAGATCCAGTGCTAACTACGTCACCTGATCCACGTATCCAGGATTTATCTAAGGGCCAACCCATCCAAGACTGTTCTCTTATACTCCAACCCCATTTCAAACTATTACTCTCCTCGACCCATTGCCAATTATTAAGTAGCCAACCCATCAGCCAATCAGCTTTCTGGCGTAGTTGATATTCCTCAGGAGAGAAAGATCCTTTTCTGTAATTTAGAGAATGCAGGATTTGGAAAGGATTTTCTTTAGAAATCAACACAGAAGTTCTATCATAAGTCAGCGATTGATTGATTTGAGCTTGTTTTGAATCTTTTATGGTAAGTAATCGCTCTTCATTAGACAACGTTGGTTTTCTATACCTTTGATATTTCGGGTGTAATTCAGGGATATAATTAATGCTAATGGCAACTATGTGACTACGTATAGCATTCGGTAAACTAGTAAATAATGATATAAGCGTGTTACATAATATTGAATGTTCCCTGGTACTACCTTGATTATGGTAACAAGCGTGTAGTAATATCTTTTTGTCCTTGCCTAGTATGACTACGTTAAAACTGTCGTCGTCGGATCCAATGCCGATCGCTATGGGATTATGATCTGACAGAGCTTGTTGTTGTCTTGCTTTTAGCATCACGTAGAGACTTTGCTATTGTCCCAACATCTTCCCAAGGTAATTTTAAATCAGGACGACCAAAGTGACCATAAGCGGCCGTATCTCGATAAAATCGTCCTCCTCTCTTTCTTGGAAGGTTACGAAGATCTAGCATTTCAATGATCGCTCCAGGACGTAAATCAAAGTTTTCTTGAACTAATTTCGTTAGTTCATCATTAGATACAAAACCCGTACCAAAAGCCTCAACCAGGATTGAGACAGGTCTGGCAACACCTATCGCATAGCTGAGTTGTACTTCTACTCTACTAGCCAAACCCGCTGTTACTAACGCTTTTGCTACAAACCTTGCCGCATACGCAGCTGAACGATCTACTTTTGTGGGATCCTTCCCTGAAAACGCACCTCCACCATGCCGCGCATATCCTCCATAAGTATCAACTATAATTTTACGACCAGTTAGCCCTGCATCACCTTGTGGACCGCCTACAACAAATTTTCCTGTTGGATTGACTAAAAATCGAGTTGGGGGTGTAAGGCCTTGAACAACTCGACTAGGTTTTAATGCTAGATCGGCTGTTGATGGTTCAACAACATGAGTCCAAAGATCCCTACTAATTCTCTCCCTTAAACCTTTTTCATCAGTTATCCCATCAATCTCTGCTTCATGTTGTGTAGAGATAAGTATGGTGTCAATAGCAACAGGAATGTCATCTTCGTACACTACGCTAACTTGTGTTTTACCATCAGGCAACAAATAACTTAAGGTTCCATTACGTCGTACTTCAGCTAATCTTCGGGATAATCTATGTGCTAGGCTTATAGGTAAGGGCATTAATTCTGGCGTTTCATTACAGGCATAGCCAAACATAATCCCCTGATCTCCAGCACCAATCAAGTCAAGAGGATCTCCGGCGTGATCATCCGCTTCATCAACACCTTGAGCAATATCAGGAGATTGTTGATCAAGTGCTACTAGGACAGCACAACTATGAGCATCAAAACCACCAGCACGCGCACTACTGTAGCCTATATCTTGAATAACTTCTCTAATAAGTGCATTAAAGTCAACTTGAGCAGTAGTTGTAACCTCACCTGTAATTAAACAAAGTCCGGTATTAACAACAGTTTCACAAGCAACGCGACTATAAGGGTCTTGGGATAATAAAGCATCTAGAACCGCGTCACTCACCTGATCACAAATCTTGTCAGGATGACCCTCCGTGACCGATTCTGAGGTGAAGACATAGCGACTCATTTAACCAAAATCAACAGATGAAGAGATCTTATCGGTGACTCTGTCAAAGAACAGCTTAAACTCTTTTGTTACTTATAAATCATCTATCACCTCCAGCTCTGACCAATCATCAAATTGGTAGCTCCCGAAATGGAGTATGTCTTTGGTTGTCCATCCACCAGTATATCCAAGAACCAATCCGATACCAGCTTTTTCAGCCATATATAAATCTGTATCAGCATCACTTATTACCGCACATTCTACTGGCTGCAATTGCAATATATCGCAGATATGGTATAGTACTCTAGGATCAGGTTTGGATGGTTGCTGATTCGCACTCCAGACTATTCTAATAAAACTATCCAATTCATGGTGTCTTAAAAATTGCCAGATTGCTCTCTTCGTATCATTGCTGATAACCCCACATATAATTCCCTGATTATGCAAAGACTTAATCCATGGCAGTATTAGTCCTGTCCTATTATCCACAAAGTGACTAGCATCTCGATGATATTTGTCCGTAAGTTGAAATATAGTTGAGGATTCTTTAAGAGCATGGGACCAGGAGGTCCCAATTTGACAGAAGGCGGTTGCAGTGGAAATGAGATTGTGATGTCGAGAAGCAACAGCAATGGCACTCATCGGAATAACTTCCATCTGACATAGGCCGTAAGCTGTACTTAGTAGCTGCTTCAGCTTGTGACGCTGTTTCCTGCTAACAGATTGTTGACAGTGGAAAATCCTTAAATGCGCTAGAATTTCAATATTTGGTTGACTATAGCTTATGGTACCATCCTTATCAAGTAATACTGCTTTCGCATGTCCTATTATCTCACGACGTAAATATAAAAAAGCCATCAATACAACTAGAATTACTCTGCAGGAACAGCGACAGCTACTTCTTCAGGTTCTTCAGCTTGTTCTAATAACATTTGTTTATAGCGTGCTGCCATTTCTTCTGCTTTATCGAATACCTTTTGAGGATCAGTTAACATATCACCGGGTTCAGGTTCTAGTGCTTTGGTCGATAGAGAGATACGTCCACGTTCAGCGTCTAGATCTATTATCATAACCTTCATCTGGTCATTAACGTTTAATACCGTATGTGGTGTTTCAATATGTTCATGACTAATCTCGGAAATATGTAAAAGACCACTAACGCCACCTATATCAATAAAAGCACCATAAGGTTTAATACCACGGACTGTACCAACCACAACTTCGCCAACTTCTAGACGATTCATCTTACGTTCTACTAGTGCACGACGATGACTCAGCACTAATCGGTTACGTTCCTCATCAACCTCAAGAAATTTCAGGGGAAGAAAATCTGAAACAAGTTCTTCCTTAGGTTTACGTGTACTAATATGACTACCTGGAATAAACCCTCTAAGACCCTCTACTCGTACTAGAGCCCCACCACGATTAGTAGCAAACACCTCACTGTATATGGTCGCGTCTTCTTTTTGAAGCTGACGTACTCGTTCCCAAGCTCGTTGATATTCAATTCTTCGAATTGATAGGGTTAATTGGCCATCTTCATTTTCCTCGCTCAGAATAAAAAATTCTCGTACTTCTCCTGGCTCTAACACATCACTCAGTCCTTCCACACGATTAATCGATACCTCAGGCATCGGCATAAAAGCAGCTGTTTTGGCGCCTATATCAATCATTGCTCCCTTTGACTCAAGAGCAAAAACAGTGCCATTTACAATATCGCCAGGTTTAAAATTGTAATCATACTTGCTTAATAAAGAAGCAAACTCATCTAAACTAAAACCAGCACTTTCGAGATCTCGTCCTGCGTTGCGTCTGATTTTAGTTACCTCTATAGATGTTTCTTCTGCTGTTGGTACTTCCTCTATGTTATTAAAATCAGATTCTTCATTTTCTATGAATTTAGAGCTAATCCCCTGTTCTTGATCTGCTTCACTAAAATTATTGTCAGAAAGGGGCTGGTTCATGTGATGGTAGCGGTCTGCTAAGGGCAGAGAGAGAATGTTGAACATGACTGCCCGCCAACAGTGCATGTACAGTTCGTTACTATATGAGATGATCGTCCACTCACTTCGATTGCCAAAGTACAACAATCGATATCATGTATCTTCTAGAAATAGAGCTTACTGTATATTCATAAAGCTCAGGAAACTAACAGAGTTATCAGGGATTGCATGTAGAAATTCTAAATTTCGTGAAAAATAAAAAAACCCCATATCAATGGGGTTTTTTTATTTTAAGTTTGAAAAATTAACAAATCCTTATTTGCCAATTTTGGGAGGATCACGAAAAGCTATAGCGAAAAACAAAGTAGAAATCGCTAGAGCAAGGATAAGAATGTATGCGAAGCTCTCCATTGGTTAACTCCTGAGAGAGGTAATTAGCTAAGATTAGTACCAGCAGGAGGAATAAATCCCTCGGGCAATCGACGAGTAGAACGATCTCCCAATTTCTGGAAGAGACCAAATTCAACTTGTTCTCCTAAGTCAGGATCAATACCAGCAAAGACGTCTCTATACAGAGTACGAGCACCATGCCAAATATGACCGAAGAAGAAAAGGAGTGCAAAAGTTGCATGGCCGAATGTGAACCAGCCACGAGGTGAGCTGCGGAAAGTACCATCAGAGTGATACGTTTCACGATCAAACTCAAAAGCTTCGCCAAGCTGTGCTTTACGTGCTAGACGCTTCACATCAGCTGGATCTGTGAAAACCTTCCCATCTAGTGCACCACCGTAAATAGTTGCGGTCACACCTTGTTGTTCGAAAGAATATTTCGCCTCAGCGCGACGGAACGGAATATCTGCACGAACGACACCGTCACTATCTTCAAGAATAACAGGGAAGTTCTCGAAGAAGTTTGGTAAACGTCGTACTTCTAATGCTCTACCCTCTTTATCAGTAAAACTGATATGTCCTAGCCAACCTGTTGGTAGTCCATCTCCATTGACCATTGGGCCAACACGGAAAAGTCCACCCTTGGCTGGACTGTTACCTACATAGTCAAAAAAGGCTAGTTTTTCTGGGATTGATGCATAAGCCTCGGACTTAGAGGCTCCATTTTCTATAGCTGTCTCAACTCGACGATTAATTTCTGCTTTGAAATAACTTTGATCCCACTGGAAACGTGTTGGACCAAAAAGCTCAATAGGGGTAGCAGCGGATCCATACCACATCGTTCCAGCCACGATGAACGCAGCAAAGAAAACTGCAGCAATAGCGCTAGCTAGTACAGTCTCAATATTACCCATTCGTAGCGCTTTGTAGAGACGCTCTGGTGGGCGGCTAGTGATATGGAAAACACCAGCTATTATACCTACTATTCCAGCTGCAATGTGGTGGGCTACTATTCCACCGGGGTTAAAAGGGTTAAAGCCTTCGGGACCCCATGATGGTTGTACTGGCTCAAGATGCCCGGTAAGACCGTAAGCATCAGACACCCACATTCCAGGACCAAACACACCGGTCAAATGGAAGGCACCGAAGCCAAAACAGCCAAGACCAGCCAATAGCAAATGGATACCGAAAATCTTTGGTAAATCCAAAGCAGGTTCCCCAGTTCGAGGGTCCTGCCAGATTTCAAGATCCCAGTACGTCCAATGCCAAATAGCCGCTAGGAAAAGTAATCCACTAAAGATAATGTGGGCGGCGGCTACTCCTTCAAAACTCCAGAAGCCAGGATCAACACCGGTTTCACCAGTGATGCTCCAGCCACCCCAACTGCCAGTCACACCCAAACGAGCCATAAAAGGCATGACAAACATGCCCTGACGCCACATTGGGTTGAGAACAGGATCCGAAGGATCAAAAATAGCTAGTTCGTAAAGGGCCATGGAGCCGGCCCAGCCAGCAACCAAGGCAGTGTGCATGAGGTGCACGGCCAATAAGCGGCCCGGGTCATTGATGACCACTGTGTGCACCCGATACCAGGGCAATCCCATGGGGGTTAGATCCGGGGGGAACAAACAGCTGCTTAAGCAGCAAAACGATCGAAGCTGGGGTCGAAAAAACCGCAAAATCGATCCGTGAAAGCGATACTAAGAGGTTTTGCCTGCATCCTGGGGTTGTTTGATCCCGAGCTGCAACGAGCCGTGATGCGCTGGGACGTGTACATTTGGTAGCTTAATTACAAAATAAAACTCTAGTGTTTAGGATTAAGGGGATCTTATTAGCTTATTCTGAGTAGCTATGCCTGTAATCCGTTTTGTTCGCGAAGGAGTGGACGTAGAATGTTATCCAGGGGAAAATTTGCGCGAAGTCGCTTTACGCAATGGTGTAGAGTTGTATGGGTTGAAAGGCAAATTGGGTAATTGCGGTGGCTGCGGACAATGTATTACTTGCTTCGTGGATGTAATTGATATCGTCGAAAGCGATAACATATTAGCCTTATCTCCTAGAACACAAGTAGAAGAACTTAAACTGCGCCGCCGTCCTAAAACTTGGCGATTGGCATGCCAAGTTTTAGTTCAACGATCTGTACTTATTTTGACACGGCCACAAGTAAGTTTGTCCGACGCTGAACGTCGTGTGAGTGCAGCTCGTACAGCGGAACTACCGTCAGAACCTACAGAATGGCCTTTGTATGGATTGGAAAGGAATGTTAGCGCTGAGCAATCCGCAACGAGCAATGAAGGGGATGAGGAGCCAGCGCTTAACAGTGATACGGTCGCTTAGCCTCTGATCATAACGATGGAAACCAACGATCTCGGCTTTGTTGCCAGCTTGCTTTTTGTTCTCGTCCCTGCTGTGTTTCTAATTATCCTGTATATCCAAACAAATAGTCGTAAGTAAATAGGTAAATTAGGACAGCTTACGCTGTCTGGCGTCGCTCCGGTTCCCGAACTAGAAGTACTGGAGCTGGAGCATGCACACGAACGTAATCACTGACCGAGCTACCGAGTAATCTATCCAAATCTACTAATGCGCGGGCTATTAAAGGACGTCGGTCTTGGGAGGCAATAACGACCAAGTCAGCCTTAATTTCTTCTGCCACTTGGCAGACCCCACGACCAACATCTCCTGTGCATTGGATGGTGTTTAGGTTCACACCTAATCCCCGTGCTCTTTGTACAGCCTTAGATATAATATCGTTAGCTGGACTCTTATTACCTCTGGATGGAATAACTTCTTGTCGAGATACATATACCCCTGTCAGAGTACTGTTTGGAATGTCTTGCGCTATTTCGCAAGCAATCCTCAAAGCATCTTCCCCTACACCTGTACCATCGATTGCCACCAGAATACGATTCAGATGACGTACGTAAAGTCCCTCACGAACTAGTAACATAGGGCGTGTGGACAATTGAAAAACATATTGACTAGCACTATTGCTAAGAATTGATTGTAACCTTCCTAAACCACGAGATCCCATTACGATTAAGTCAGCATCTAATTCGTCAGCAACTTTTAATACTGTTTGTTTAATATCACCTTGTCGAATGATAGTATTTATCTCACTTGGATCAATACCAAGACGCTGAGTCATGCTTAAGACCAACATTTCGGCATTTTTCGAGTTTTCGTCTGCTCTTTCACCCCCCTGTTCAGTAATGACATGTAATAAATTAAGCCGGGCTTGGCGTAGTTGAGGTAAATCTCGTAGCATTTTCACCATATCTTCAACGTGACTCTTCCCATAATCAGCAATTAAGAGATTCTTAAACATACACTTCTGAACAGTTTCAAACAGCTTATGGCTGATTAACTGAGCGGAGGCTGTGCACGAGGGCGACTTCACATAAATAAATCAGTTACTTACTTAAAGTGTTCTCCCCGTATTGTCTAATCAGATTGGTTCTTACATTAAAGTCTATAAATTTACCTCGCATTGCGCACAGAGCTCTCAATAATTTTTATGACATACTGATTGACGATAGTGTTTATTTTGACTTCATCTAAATGCTTAAAATTATACGCCAAGATGAGCAGCCTTACGCAAAGAACGTTTTCCATTCCATCTCTATCAGTACTTTCAAAGCTTGGTATAAAGCACGTCTATACGAAGGTGGAATAGCGTCTGATCTTGATTGGTTATTATCGATTATTCTAGGTTTCTCATGGAAGAGAATAACTTTCAACCAAGAACACAAACTTCAGCTACCAGGGTCTTTAGCTTACTTAACTAAACTCTGGCAATGTCACTGCTTAGAACACGTACCATTACAACATCTAATGGGTATTTGTCCCTGGAGAGATTTATATTTAAAGGTAGAACCAGGCACATTAATTCCGCGCCAAGAAACAGAGCTTTTGGTTGACCTAGCCCTACAATGTTTATCTATTGATAAAGCTAGGGAGCAGGTTCTCTCCACTGACCATTCAGATGTGTTGCAGTGGGCTGATTTAGGGACAGGATCGGGGGCTATTGCAGTTGCACTTGCTAGAGCATTACCTCATTGGATAGGTCATGCAACTGATTGTAGTCACCAAGCATTAATACAAGCCCAAAATAATTTAAGCCAGCTTGTATCTTGTTCAAGGGTAACCAGATACTGTGGTTATTGGTGGGAACCTTTAATCTCACTATCCGGGAAGATAAATTTGATCTTAGCCAATCCCCCGTATATTCCTTCTCAACTAATTGAGACGTTAGAAGAAAATGTAGTGAACCATGAGCCGATTATAGCTCTTGATGGTGGTAAAGATGGCCTCAATGCTATTCGCACATTAATCGATATAGCGCCAAAGATGCTTTCCCCTGGTGGCTGGATAGTAATAGAGCATCATTATGATCAAAGTAGTAATGTCACTGATCTTATGCTCAATGCAGGTTTAACAAATATTTATCGTGTACTCGATTTAGATAGTAACTATAGATTCGCTATTGCTCGCAAGCCGTTATATCAATACTAAAACGAGTTGCCTCGAAAAATTAAGCTATTATCAATTATAAAAGCATGCAATGGTTGCGACACTCGATAATCTAGATAAATGAAGCCGGCTAACGGATTTGAACCGATGGCCTTCGCTTTACAAAAGCGTTGCTCTACCACTGAGCTAAGCCGGCAACTGTACAAATGTATCACTGAGGTCGATATTTCCTTAACTAGCGTAACAAGAATTCTTGATTTGAAACATACCCTTATGCATAAGGCAATAGACGAAGTATTGGAGTAAAGTATATCTAGGAATGGACCTAGGTGTTTGGCTTTGACCACACTTTTCCTTACTTATCAAGCATGACTATATCTTTAGATCAATATAGTGTAACGCTCGTTTAATTGGTAAATTTGCAACGAGAACTGTAACTTTATCTTCTGTCTCCAAACTCACATCACCCTCAGCAATATCAACTTCTACATAGCGAGCAACGACCTCAAGAATCTCTTGACGCATCTGTTCAAGTAACTCAGGGTTTAAGTCACTCCTATCATGAGCTAACACTAATTGTAAACGCTCACGCGCTTTAGGCCCACTTGCTTGCTGACGGTGTAAAAGTTTGTCAATGAAATCACGAAGTGTCATGAATTTAAAAAATCCTGGTTTTCATAAGACGGCCAAACTTAGCTCTTAAGCCTTTGCCCTCTTCACCTGGATCGACTAAGGGAATTAAATCTCCCATTAAACGTCGGGCGATGTGCGTATATGCACGAGCCGCTAAAGAATTCTCGTCTTTAAGGCTGAGAGGCTCTCCACGATTAGTAGATATAATTACCTGTTCATCTTCCAAAACCAAACCCAAAAGAGGAAGTGCTAATATTTCAGTCACATCATCAACACTAAGCATCTCTTGATTAGCAATCATAGCAGGTCTTACCCGATTAAGGATAAGTTGAACTGGTTTAATACCTGCTATATTAAGTAGTCCCACTACTCTATCGGCATCTCGTACAGAAGACACCTCAGGAGTAACTACTATAATCGCTTCTTTGGCTGCAGCTAAAGCATTTTTGAAGCCGTCATCAATACCAGCCGGACAATCTATTAACACATATTCAAAGTCTTCACCTAGTTTTCTAGCGATCTTTCTCATATCGTCAGGCTTGAGCCACTCAAGCATCCGGGGATTGCCAGCTGGTAATAAAGCTAAGTTAGGTTCCTGTTTATGTTTTACTAAAGCTTGGTCTAATCTACACGTCTCTGCTAAAACTTCTTGAGCTGTATATATAACCCTGTTCTCTAAACCCAATAGCAAATCTAAATTCCTTAATCCAAAATCGGCATCGAGAACTGCAGTTTTTGTACCTTGTTTGGCTAGTGAGATGCCAATATTAGCTGTAAGTGTGGTTTTCCCCACGCCTCCTTTCCCTGAACAAATAAGAATATAGCGGGTCTCTGTAGCCACAGTTGTCCTAATTGTGAGCTAATACTAAGGTGAAGAGCCAACTTGAGCTGTTTTTTTCAAGTTCTGTTACTCCAACCAGGATATGCAAGGGTAATTCGAATATTCCCTTCGAAGATTTGTGCTTCCTCTGCCAGTCCCATACCAGGCTTATCATCAGTTACACGCGCCACTATCTGAGCAATCCTTAATTGTAAAGGTCTAAGATGCATCGCAACGATACGAGCTTTTTGATTACCCAAACAGCCAGCGTGAGCAATCCCTCGCAATTTGCCCCAAATCATCACGTCGCCTACTGAGCTTATAATTGCGCCAGGGTTTACGTCCCCAAGTAGTAAAATAGTGCCAGGAGCAACAAGAGTATCACCTGACCGTAAGGTACCTCTGTGAATTATTATTTCTTCTCTTACACTGTCAAGTACTGTTTGATTTTTCATATCACTCTGCTGCCTATCTTCCCCCTTTGCTAATATACCTAATGATGAAACAATCATTCGTACTTCAGGACGTTTACTTTCCCATACTTCTACCTTCATACCTCTACTGTCTAATTTCCTAAGCAATGCCTGTATACTGAATCTGGTCAAAGTCCAATTATGGCTACTTACGACTATGAAACCGATTGGGAGCTCTGACATTATAGAATGCTTAAAGTAATTTTGATGTTACGTTGTTAATCTAGTTATTAACATTCAGGCAAGCATGGAGTATAGGTCAAGATCCTTCAATTCCTATACTACGGGAAACCTCATAGGCTAAGATCTTAAGACTACAAGCAAATAGTCTAACCTTAATTAATTTTATTTGTAGACGTTTTAGATAACTTTAACAGGATCTTTGAATTACTAAGCCAAAGATCTTTGTCCTCTCCAGGATTGAGGGGTTCTGGCAATGCAAGAAGATAGTCAGGCGTTATTCCTAATTTTTGTATATCCCTACCTTGAGGTGTCATATATCGAGCTACTGTTATTGTAAGACCACTACCATCCCCCAAGCTAATTAGACTTTGGATTAACCCCTTACCAAAGGTTTGTCCACCTATTAATTGGGAGCGATTGTTATCTTGCAACGCACCTGCAAGTATTTCTCCAGCACTTGCTGTTCCACGGTTGACGATGGTAATCATTGGACCTGTAAACAGTTGATTTTTTGAAGACTGAATAGTTTCACTTATACCGTCACGATTTACTGTCTCCACTATAGCTCCGTTGTCTAATAATTGATTTGCTATTTCTAAACCAGCGTTAACCAACCCTCCAGAGTTATTACGAAGATCGACAATTAACATCTCAACATTTTGTTTATTTATCTCATTTAATGCCTTTATCACTTGTTCTGATACTCCTTCACTAAATTGAGTAATTTGAATGTATCCTATTTTTTGTTCATTAGTGGTTAAGATACTACTCCGTACAGGGTGTAAATCAATTTGCCGTCTATCCAGGACAAACTCCGTCACATTTTGATGATCAGATTTTGCCTGGGATAAGTTTCGATTATTCATCGGCAAAATCGCTTTTATTACTACGTGGCTTCCACTTTGACCTCTTAAGCGTGCAGCTGTCGCCTCTAATCCTAGTTTATCTACGGATTCGCCATCTACTTCAAGGATCTCGGTACCGCTAATTAAACCAGCTTCAGCTGCTGGTGACCCTTCTAATGGGGCAATAACCACTATGTGTCCATCACTACTGCGTGCTCCTAGTTGTATTCCCACACCATTTACATTACCTTCCGTACTAGATTTCAGCATTGAATAATCACTAGGTCTTAAGAACTTTGTGTAAGGATCACCTAGTGGCAATAGCATGGCCTCAATAGCTTTATATGCTTGCTCGCTATTCTCTATAGTCTTCTCTAAGACTTTCTGTCTCAAATCCTTCCAATGTATTTCCTTAAACCTATACGAGTCTACATAGCTCTGGTTTACCAACCTCCAGCTTTCTACTACTAACTGTTGAGCATCATTGAGTGCCAGCACTGGACTAATATAAGCAAACAAGATAAGCTCTAACAGTGCAATCTGGGTCATTTTTAGTATGGATATAGCAAACTGCGGAAGCTTTATATACCTGTTATGCATTGTGGATGGCTGTAACACGTTCCTCACGCTGGCAGCTAGGCGATCGGTAGACTCTCACAATCCAAGCTTCAACCTGTATGGCGAACTCGTCTCCCATTTACGACTGGTTCCAAGAACGTCTTGAGATCCAGGCAATTGCAGACGACATTTCATCCAAGTACGTTCCACCCCATGTCAATATCTTTTATTGCTTGGGTGGTATTACATTAACCTGTTTTCTAATCCAGTTTGCAACTGGGTTCGCTATGACTTTCTACTATAAACCTACGGTAGCGGAAGCATATAGTTCAGTTCAATACTTAATGACAGATGTCAGTTTTGGTTGGTTGATTCGCTCTATCCATCGTTGGAGCGCAAGCATGATGGTATTAATGCTTATTCTCCACGTCTTTCGTGTGTATTTAACTGGTGGATTCAAACGTCCTAGAGAACTTACTTGGGTTACTGGTGTTACTATGGCAGTAATAACAGTTGCTTTCGGTGTTACTGGTTATTCACTTCCTTGGGATCAGGTTGGATACTGGGCCGTAAAGATCGTTTCGGGTGTTCCAGCAGCAATCCCTGTTGTCGGTGACTTCATGGTTGAGTTGCTCAGAGGTGGTGAAAGCGTTGGCCAATCGACTTTAACTCGCTTTTATAGTTTACATACCTTTGTTATGCCTTGGTTGCTAGCAGTCTTTATGCTTATGCATTTCCTCATGATTCGGAAACAAGGTATTTCTGGTCCCTTATAGTAAAATTCTCTTCTAATCGTTTATTTAAATATACTTAGATCACTATTAGGATCCTCTACGAAACTTTTCCCTATCTCTTGACAACGTCATGCCTCACATTTTTAAGAAGCCCGATCTTACTGATCCGAAGTTGCAAGCTAAACTTGCAAAAGGTATGGGTCACAATTATTACGGGGAGCCAGCTTGGCCTAACGACTTGATATATATGTTCCCGGTAACAATACTGGGAACTATAGCGTGTCTCGTAGGACTTGCAGTTTTAGATCCCGCAATGTTAGGGGATAAGGCTGACCCCTTTGCAACACCACTCGAGATTTTACCAGAGTGGTATCTTTATCCTGTTTTTCAGATCTTGCGGGTTGTTCCTAATAAACTATTAGGAATTGCATTGCAAACAATGATTCCATTAGGTTTAATGCTAGTTCCTTTCATCGAGAGTTTCAATAAGTTCCAGAATCCTTTCCGTCGCCCTATAGCAATGGCAACGTTTTTATTTGGTACAGTCATAACAATTTATTTGGGCGTTGGTGCAGCACTACCAATTGATAAATCGCTTACCCTCGGTCTATTCTAAAAAATCTTAATCAATGTAATAGTATTCAAAAATTAAGGGCTGCGATAAATATCGCAGCCCTTATTTTTTGAATACAGGGTTAAAAAATACTATCTACTGGCATACAGTAACATGATGCATACTGCCATATATGATATGAAAAGGAGAAGACAGAAGCGAGCACATTTTTATTTTGAAATGTTTATCCCTTTAATCATCGGGAAATTTTGTTCGTGATTGACTAAGGTACGATTCTTGAGAGAATGAGTTTAGGAGGAGGGGGTTGACGTAAGTGAGACACGAGTGTTAAGTTTGTGGACTGCCTGGAAAGCAATTTGCCAACCAAGCAGAGTCACTTCTCTCTACCGGGGTTCACCCATCGAGTATGAAGTGATCCAGGACCGGAGGAAAAATCCGACGGTGTTGTAAGTTTTTCGGGTGGTTTTCAACCACCGGATTCACGACCTCCGAGTAGGAGTAAGTGAGGCACCTAGACAACTGAAAAGTTTAGGAACTGACGCTTTCGCTATGTTATCCTTATAAGTCTTACGGGACTTGTAGACAAGGGATACGTATAAATAGCGAAGGTGTGAGGTCCCGTCAAAATGATTTTATAGTTATTGTGTAAGCAGTGCGGTAACAATCTTGATTACCGAATTGACAGCTTATACAGTAACAGCCGGATCTGAGATCCTGGAAAGTCGTTATTTTAAGTCTAAAGTTCAGATTTAATTAACGCGCTCTCGTAACCTTAAATTTTTAAGGGGCTACAACTTAAAAATTAGTAATTAACTACTAATTTCTTGGGGGTAAGCAACATTCGTTGAGATGACCGATGTGTCATTACATAGGACGGATGAACATATAACGGAGAGTTTGATCCTGGCTCAGGATGAACGCTGGCGGCGTGCTTAACACATGCAAGTCGAACGAGCCTTCGGGCTAGTGGCGGACGGGTGAGTAACGCGTGGGAATCTGCCCTCAGGAGGGGGATAACGACCGGAAACGGTCGCTAATACCCCATATGCCGAGAGGTGAAATGAATTTCGCCTGAGGATGAGCCCGCGTCTGATTAGCTTGTTGGTGGGGTAATGGCCTACCAAGGCATCGATCAGTAGCTGGTCTGAGAGGATGATCAGCCACACTGGGACTGAGACACGGCCCAGACTCCTACGGGAGGCAGCAGTGGGGAATTTTCCGCAATGGGCGAAAGCCTGACGGAGCAACGCCGCGTGAGGGATGAAGGCCTCTGGGCTGTAAACCTCTTTTCTCAAGGAAGAAGATCTGACGGTACTTGAGGAATAAGCCACGGCTAATTCCGTGCCAGCAGCCGCGGTAATACGGGAGTGGCAAGCGTTATCCGGAATTATTGGGCGTAAAGCGTCCGCAGGCGGCTTTGTAAGTCTGCTGTTAAAGCGTGGAGCTTAACTCCATCAAGGCAGTGGAAACTACAGGGCTCGAGTGTGGTAGGGGCAGAGGGAATTCCCGGTGTAGCGGTGAAATGCGTAGATATCGGGAAGAACACCAGTGGCGAAGGCGCTCTGCTGGGCCATAACTGACGCTCATGGACGAAAGCCAGGGGAGCGAAAGGGATTAGATACCCCTGTAGTCCTGGCCGTAAACGATGAACACTAGGTGTCGGAGGAATCGACCCCTTCGGTGTCGTAGCTAACGCGTTAAGTGTTCCGCCTGGGGAGTACGCACGCAAGTGTGAAACTCAAAGGAATTGACGGGGGCCCGCACAAGCGGTGGAGTATGTGGTTTAATTCGATGCAACGCGAAGAACCTTACCAGGGTTTGACATCCTGCGAATCTTCCGGAAACGGAAGAGTGCCTTCGGGAACGCAGTGACAGGTGGTGCATGGCTGTCGTCAGCTCGTGTCGTGAGATGTTGGGTTAAGTCCCGCAACGAGCGCAACCCACGTTTTTAGTTGCCAGCATTTAGTTGGGCACTCTAGAGAAACCGCCGGTGATAAACCGGAGGAAGGTGTGGATGACGTCAAGTCATCATGCCCCTTACATCCTGGGCTACACACGTACTACAATGCTACGGACAAAGGGCAGCAAACTCGCAAGAGCTAGCAAATCCCATAAACCGTGGCTCAGTTCAGATCGTAGGCTGCAACTCGCCTACGTGAAGGAGGAATCGCTAGTAATCGCAGGTCAGCATACTGCGGTGAATACGTTCCCGGGCCTTGTACACACCGCCCGTCACACCATGGAAGTTGGCCATGCCCGAAGTCGTTACTTCAACCCTTGCGGAGGAGGACGCCGAAGGTGGGGCCGATGACTGGGGTGAAGTCGTAACAAGGTAGCCGTACCGGAAGGTGCGGCTGGATCACCTCCTAACAGGGAGACAAATCACGTTACTAATGTTTGACTACTTTTACTGTCATTCTAGTAACCTGTCACCTTAGGTCGATCGGTACCTCAAAAAAAGATAATTTAATGCGGTTCACCGTATGGTTATCTTTTCATTCAGTTCCTAAACTTTGTCTAGGCCACACCCTTAACAAGGGTCTCCTGGGCCATTAGCTCAGGTGGTTAGAGCGCACCCCTGATAAGGGTGAGGTCCCTGGTTCAAGTCCAGGATGGCCCATTCGTGTTTTGGGGGTTTAGCTCAGTTGGTAGAGCGCCTGCTTTGCAAGCAGGATGTCAGCGGTTCAAGTCCGCTAACCTCCACTGACCAAACTCTTCTCGTGTAAGGAAGACCTTTGGAAGCGTGTGTCATTAGAAAAATCGGCTGAGTTTGACTCCAGCATTTTTGTTGTTATGCCTGGGTTTGTTATCAGGCATAACAACAAAAATGCTGGACTCCTTAGTCCAAAAGCACATTTGATTCTTTTGGATGTAAGATAGTTCAGCAGAACCTTGACAACTGCATAGGTAATTTTAAAGAAATAAGCTTTCTAAATAGGCTTACCAAAATGGTTACTATATCCATTATTGGTAGGTTTTGATTTAGATGTAGATTTGATTTATTACCTAAACAAAGGTAATAAATGACCTGGTTAAGCTACAAAGGGCTCACGGTGGATACCTTGGCACACAGAGGCGATGAAGGACGTGGTTACCTGCGATAAGTCTCGGGGAGCTGGAAACACGCTTTGATCCGAGAATTTCCGAATGGGGCAACCCTTAGAACGACCAACTCAATAAATAGGTTGGTTCGAGCCAACCCAGCGAACTGAAACATCTTAGTAGCTGGAGGAAAAGAAAGTAAAAACGACTCCCCAAGTAGCGGCGAGCGAACGGGGAATAGCCCAAACCAACGGTTGCGACTGTTGGGGTTGTGGGACAGTAACATGGATTTTGGATACTAGTAGAAGCGCTTGAATGGCGCGCCATAGAGGGTGAAAGCCCCGTATACGAAAGTTGAATTAACCTAGCTGTATCCCGAGTAGCACGGAGCACGTGGAATTCCGTGTGAATCTGCGAGGACCACCTCGTAAGGCTAAGTACTACTGTGTGACCGATAGTGAAGCAGTACCGCGAGGGAAAGGTGAAAAGAACCCCGGGAGGGGAGTGAAATAGAACATGAAACCGTGAGCTTACAAGCAATGGGAGCCCGACTTATCGGGTGACTGTGTGCCTGTTGAAGAATGAGCCGGCGACTTATAGGTACTGGCAGGTTAAGGGGAAAATCCCGGAGCCATAGCGAAAGCGAGTCTGAATAGGGCGATAGTCAGTGTTTATAGACCCGAACCCGGGTGATCTAACCATGGCCAGGATGAAGCTTGGGTGATACCAAGTGGAGGTCCGAACCGACTGATGTTGAAAAATCAGCGGATGAGCTGTGGTTAGGGGTGAAATGCCAATCGAACCCGGAGCTAGCTGGTTCTCCCCGAAATACGTTGAGGCGTAGCGTCTAGTGCTCCAGCAGGGGGGTAAAGCCACTGTTTCGGTGCGGGCTGCGAAAGCGGTACCAAATCGATACAAACTCTGAATACCCTGTGTGTAACTAGGCAGTCAGACTGTGGGGGATAAGCTCCATGGTCAAGAGGGAAACAGCCCAGACCGCCAGCTAAGGTCCCTAAATAAACGCTAAGTGATAAAGGAGGTGGGATTGCACAGACAACCAGGAGGTTTGCTTAGAAGCAGCCATCCTCAAAGGAGTGCGTAATAGCTCACTGGTCGAGCGATCCTGCGCCGAAAATGAACGGGGCTAAGCGTTTTACCGAAGCTGCGGATTCTATGAATGGTAGGGGAGCGTTCCATGTGGGGTGAAGCGTTAGCGTAAGCGGGCGTGGACTGCATGGAAGTGAGAATGTCGGCTTGAGTAGCGAAAACATGGGTGAGAATCCCATGCCCCGAAACCCTAAGGGTTCCTTCGGTAGGCTCGTCCACGAAGGGTTAGTCTGGACCTAAGGCGAGGTCGAAAGGCGTAGTCGATGGATAACAGGTCAACATTCCTGTACTAACTGTATTTGGGAAGGGGGACGGAGAAGGCTAGCCAAGCCAGATGTTGGTTACTGGTTCAAGCATACGAGGTGTTGAAGATCGGCGAAAACGATCTGAGCTAAGTTGTGAGTACGAACTGCCACGGCAGTGAAGTTGGTGATGTCATGCTTCCAAGAAAAGCCCTATACCCGTTAAGATACAGTTACCAGTACCCGAAACCGACACAGGTGGGGTGGTAGAGAATACCGAGGGGCGCGAGATAACTCTCTCTAAGGAACTCGGCAAAATGGCCCCGTAACTTCGGGAGAAGGGGTGCCAGCTTACGCTGGTCGCAGTGAAGAGGCCCAAGCGACTGTTTACCAAAAACACAGGTCTCCGCTAAGTCGCAAGACGATGTATGGGGGCTGACGCCTGCCCAGTGCCGGAAGGTTAAGGAAGTTGGTTAGCGTAAGCGAAGCTGATAACTGAAGCCCCGGTGAACGGCGGCCGTAACTATAACGGTCCTAAGGTAGCGAAATTCCTTGTCGGGTAAGTTCCGACCCGCACGAAAGGCGTAACGATTTGGGCGCTGTCTCGGAGAGAGACTCGGCGAAATAGAATTGTCTGTGAAGATGCGGACTACGTGCACCCGGACAGAAAGACCCTATGAAGCTTTACTGTAACTTGGTATTGTGCCCGGGCTCTGAATGCGCAGGATAGGTGGGAGGCTTTGATCCATCACTTGTGGGTGATGGTGAGCCAACGGTGAGATACCACTCTTTCATAGCTAGGGTTCTAACGGTTACCCGTTATCCGGGGATCGGACAGTATCTGGTGGGCAGTTTGACTGGGGCGGTCGCCTCCTAAAAGGTAACGGAGGCGCGCAAAGGTTCCCTCAGGCTGGTTGGAAATCAGCCGACGAGTGCAAAGGCAGAAGGGAGCTTGACTGTGAGACCTACAAGTCGAACAGGGACGAAAGTCGGCCTTAGTGATCCGACGGTTCTGAGTGGAAGGGCCGTCGCTCAACGGATAAAAGTTACTCTAGGGATAACAGGCTGATCTCCCCCAAGAGTTCACATCGACGGGGAGGTTTGGCACCTCGATGTCGGCTCATCGCAACCTGGGGCTGAAGTCGGTCCCAAGGGTTGGGCTGTTCGCCCATTAAAGCGGTACGCGAGCTGGGTTCAGAACGTCGTGAGACAGTTCGGTCCATATCCGGTGCATGCGTAAGAACATTGAGAGGATTTCTCCCTAGTACGAGAGGACCGGGAGGAACACACCTCTGGTGTGCCAGTTATCGTGCCAACGGTAAACGCTGGGTAGCCATGTGTGGAGCGGATAACCGCTGAAAGCATATAAGTGGGAAGCCCACCTCAAGATGAGTGTTCTCATGGCATAAGCCAGTAAGGTCACGGGAAGAACACCCGTTTGATAGGCTCTACGTGGAAGCTTAGTAATAAGTGAAGCGGAGGAGTACTAATAGACCGAGGGCTTAACCAAACATCGAATCTTACACTTAACTTATTTCTTTATTAATTCACAAATTACTAATTAGTAATCTGTGAAACCTATGTAGTTTTCATGTATCACCTCTGGTTGAACTATTTCCTGGTATCCATGGCGCTGTGGAACCACTCCGATCCATCCCGAACTCGGTTGTGAAACGCAGCAGCGGCAAAAATAGTTAGGGGGAAGCCCCTTGCGAAGATAGCTCGACGCCAGGTAAAATTCTCAGCCATTAAAAAGGCCCCTCCGTAATATTACGGAGGGGCCTTTTTAATGGCTGAAACATATGTGATTACTTGTTGGTATCTGCAATTGACTAGACTATAGTGAATGAACATCAGACAAATTCATTTCATTCTCTTGCAAAACTTTATTTAATTCGGCTTTATTGGTGACACGATCTACAAATAATATCCCTTTCAAATGATCCATCTCATGTTGGATGCAGCGAGCAAGTAGACCATCAGCTCTTAAAGACCGAGGACGTCCTTGCTCATCACGAAAATTGACTTCAATTATACTCGAACGTACAACATCTAAGTATACACCAGGTATACTCAAACAACCTTCTTCATAAGTATTTACGGAAATACTGTTTGTAACAATTTCAGGGTTAATTAATACTATGGGTGGCGTTGCAGAATTTTCAAAATCCAAATCTATTACAATTAGTTGCTTATCAATGCCAACTTGGGGGGCTGCCAACCCAATCCCTTTAGCTGTGTACATACTTTGAAGCATATACCTAGTCAGCAATTTGGTATCTTGATTGAATTTAGTGATGCGTTTACTAGATATACGTAGCTCTTGACTGCCGAGGGTATGAATTTTAAATGTGGGCTCCTCATAAACCCGTTTTGATATCATAACAGGGTCATTTTTCTGTTCAGCCGTTACGGCTAAGCGAGCAAAATTTGAAGTCAAGGTCAACACCGAATCAGTATTCCTTAATTCTAAAAGTTTCTTGCTAAATGTCTAGGTGCTTCTTCTATCTTCAACGTGAAATTCCAATATTTACTAGTTATGCTTTCTGAAAAAATCTACTGTCTCTGTTAATTCTTGTACAAAATAATCAATTTCTTCTAGAGTGGTTGTAAAACTTAAACTGGCACGCGCGCTAGAAGTTATTCCATAATGGCGATGTAACGGTTGCGTACAGTGATGACCACTTCTGATACATATACCACTTGTATCTAAAAATGCTGCTAAGTCATTAGCATGAATATCTTCAAATGTAAATGACGCCAAAGCAGCTCTATGAGTCTGTTGTGAAAATTGAGGTCCCAATATTCTAAGACCACGGATTTGGCTTAAACCTGCAAACAGATGCTCAGTGAGAATTTGCTCCCATTCTTGAATTCTATTTAATCCAAGATATTGCAAATAGCTGATTGCTGCTCCCATACCGATTGCTTCACCAATGGATGGAGTGCCTGCTTCAAACTTATGGGGAAGCTTTGCCCAACTACTGTAAGATAAAAAGACATCTTGTATCATTTCACCACCTCCTAAAAATGGTGGTAAACTTTCCAGGAGATATTCTGATGCCCAAAGGAAACCAATTCCTGTTGGACCGCAAAGTTTATGGGAGGAACCTACTAAAACGTCAGCACCCAACTGTTTTACATTTATAGGTAAATGAGCCAGACTTTGACAAGCATCAACTAGTACAAGAGCACCAACACTATGTGCTAACTGACTAATTAATGTCACAGGGTTAATACATCCCAAAGTATTACTTACGTGTACTAAGCTGACAAGTTTAGTGCGCTCATTCAGTTGGGACTTAAAGTCTTCGACATCTAATTGTCCATCCTCAGTAATACTGACATAGCGTAACAGGCAGTTAGTACGAGCTGCTAATAGTTGCCAGGGAACAAGATTACTATGGTGTTCCATTACCGTTAGTAAAATTTCATCTCCTGCCTTAATGGTAAAGTCTCCCCAACAACGTGCAAATAGATTAATTGCTTCACTTGCGTTACGTGTAAATATAATCTCTGACGATGCTTTCGCTCCTACGAATTGCGCTGTTATTTCACGGGCGCTTTCAAAGGCTTCAGTAGCACGACTACTTAATTGATGAGCACCTCTATGTACATTTGCATTATCGTGCTTATAGTAATGATCTAGTACCTGTAATACTTGATAAGGTTTTTGACTAGTTGCTGCATGATCAAGATAAATTAAAGGTTTACCCTCTTGATTAGTTTGTTTCAGTGTAGGAAAATCAGAACGGGCTATTACTGCGAGGGTATTAGTTTCTTTCTCTAAACTTGAACGAAATTTCAAAGAATTCACCATTAGTTTTCATGGAGACCCAAGAGTGGTGAGTCTACTTGCATTATTCGTTCTAAAGGATTCCATACGTTACTGCTATTGGGAAGGGTATTCAGTATATCTTGATAATATCCTTTCTTAACTAACGTAGACGCTTGTTTAACATCCAAACCACGACTTTGCAAATAAAATATCTCATCTTCCTGCATTTGGCTTATTGTGGCACCATGAGTACATCGTACGTCGTCTGCCACTATCTCTAGTTCTGGTTTTGTATCAATTCTCGCTTGAGATGATAACAACAAATTACGACTTAATTGAGAGGCTTTAGTACGTTGAGCCAAACACGGTACCCGAATAATTCCATTGAAGATACTGTGCCCTTTATCATCTGCAATGCTTTTATGTAATTGATCTAGTTCACCTTCCGGTCCCTCAAAAGATATATAACTATGTGTATCTATCTGATTATTGCCTTCAACAACTTGAAGTCCTCTCAGAACCGTTTTAGCATTACCTGAAACTTGAGTAATTCGTGGCTCTATCCTGGCTACTCCCCAGCCTCGTGCAACAGAAGTAAAAGTATAATTGCTGTTACTTTCTTGAAGAACGGATATATGACCTAAGAAACCAGCTTCACTATCCGCAAATGCTAATAAGCCATGATTCAAGGTAGATTCCCGACCTAAGAAAACTTCTAGTACAAGACTTGAAAGTTGTAAGCCTTGACCAAGTGTTACTTGATTCAAGCAAAGACTAGAACCTTCCTCTACAATTAACAAAATACGTATTGCTTGAATACCTGTTTTGGTTGGTATATGCACTATTTCTAAGTTTCCATTCATATTCTTTTTCACTTTTAAGGCGATACAATAATTCACATGAGAATAATTCAATGTTACCGGCCAGTGATGTTTGCAACCCGTCGCATCCAGAATATCTCCCAAATTCTCGATTATCTCTTCTTTTGTTAATTGCTCAATACTTTCAGAAAGATCGAGAACTGTAACGGAATCTATTTCACTGGCTAGTATGATCCGACTCGTACCTTCAGCAACTTCTGGGAGAAGAGGGAGATATTTTGGAATGTTACTAGAGCTCGACTCAGCTTCGACAAGAGTCAACATTTTTAAACGGTTTATATTCGTAAACTGCCAAGCCTCCATCTGTCGATTCGGTATCTCTTGTTTGCTCAAAGAACCATGAGTATGACTTTGAACATTACAAAAGTCTTCTTTTCTCATCGGAATTAATCTTTTCAACAACTCTGCTTTCATAGTTGCGATGTCTCCAGAGCTGCTAATTCTTGATCAACCCAGTCATAACCTATTTTTTCTAGTTCAAGTGCCAGTTGATTATCACCCGTACGTAGAATTCGACCAGATGCCATAACATGTACATAGTCTGGTGTTATTTCCTCTAATAGCCGTTGATAGTGTGTAATCAGAAGAATTGCTGTGTCTGGACTAGATAGTTGATTAACACCTCGTGCCACTATACGGAGTGCATCGATATCCAATCCAGAGTCAGTTTCATCTAGGATGGATATAATAGGTTCAAGTAAAGCCATTTGTAGTATCTCATTGCGTTTCTTTTCTCCACCTGAAAACCCTTCATTTACACTTCTTTCAAGAAAAGTGGGATCCATTTGCACAATTTTTAGTCTTTCATGAACTAAATCTTCGAACTCGAAAGTATCTAATTCATCTTGTCCTTTCCCAATCCGACGAGCATTGGTTGCAACTCGTAAAAATTCAATATTGCTGACACCAGGAATCTCAACTGGATATTGAAAACCAAGAAAGATCCCAATGCGAGCACGATCCTCTGGACTCAAGACCATCAAGTCTTGACCTCTATACATTATAGACCCCCGCGTTATTTCATATGCGGGATGGCCTGCCAGAACTTTAGATAATGTGCTTTTACCACTACCATTTCTACCCATTATAGCATGAATTTCTCCAGCATGAATTTTAAGGTTTACGCCTTTTAGTATGGGCTTATTTTCTACGCGAGCGTGAAGGTCAATTATTTCAAGTAGGAGCTCGGCGTCAGGACGAATCACTGTGGAATTTCAGGGAGAATAGTTAAAGGAAATAAGGTGCTCAGATGACTAATTGCTAATTAGCCTACTGAACCTTCCAATTTTAATGCCAGGAGTTTATCAGCTTCGGCCGCGAATTCCATAGGGAGTTGATTAAAGACGTCACGACAAAAACCACTAACCATCATAGAAACTGCGGATTCGAACGCAATTCCCCGGCTCTGTAAGTAAAATAATTGATCTTCCGAGATGCGGCAAGTGCTAGCTTCGTGCTCTACGGATGCTTTAGGCTGTTGTGATCTTATATATGGATAAGTGTTCGCTGCTGCCTGATCACCAATTAATAATGAGTCGCATTGACTATAATTCTTTGCTCCAGTTGCTTTTGGAGTAATGTGGACTAATCCCCGGTAACTGTTACTAGATTGACCGGCACTGATTCCCTTGCTGACGATGGTAGAACGTGTTCGAGGTCCTATATGAACCATCTTAGTTCCTGTATCCGCTTGCTGGCGGTTATTTGTCAAAGCAACAGAATAAAATTCTCCTACTGAATTTTCGCCTTGCAGTATACAGCTGGGATACTTCCATGTGATTGCCGAGCCTGTTTCGACTTGAGTCCAGCTAATTCGACTATTGGCTCCTCGACATTGACCTCTTTTCGTTACGAAATTATAGATACCTCCCTTACCATTTTCGTCACCAGCATACCAGTTTTGAACAGTTGAGTATTTAATTGTAGCATTGTCTAACGCAACTAATTCAACGACAGCTGCATGCAATTGATTAGTATCAAACATGGGAGCTGTACAACCTTCTAAATAACTAACTGATGCCCCTTCTTCAGCAATGATTAAGGTTCGTTCGAATTGTCCAGTATCACCAGAATTAATGCGAAAATATGTCGATAATTCCATAGGACATTCGATCCCTTTTGGAATGAATACAAAGGAGCCATCACTAAAAACTGCCGAGTTCAATGCTGCGAAATAATTGTCATTTACTGGTACAACCGAACCTAAATACTTCTCAATCAAATCTGGGTAATCCTTGACTGCCTCACTAATAGACTGGAAGATCACTCCATGCTCTGCCAGCTTCTCTTTGTAGGTTGTCGCTATAGAAACGCTATCAAAAACAGCATCTACAGCTACGTTTGATAGACGTTTTTGTTCACTAAGGGAAATTCCAAGTTTGGTGAAAGTCTCTAGCAACCTCGGATCAACTTCATCAAGACTAGTTTTTTTTACCTGTTGTTTAGGGGCTGCATAATAAACCAGGTCTTGATAATCAATAGGTGGATGACCTAGTGCTGCCCAATTTGGCTCCTCCATCTGTAGCCAATTCTGATAAGCTTTCAGCCGAAATCTCAGTAAGAACTCAGGCTCCTGTTTCTTGGCGGAAATCAAGCGTATAACTTCCTCGTTTAACCCTTTTGCAATTTTTTCAGTTTCAATATGAGTTACAAAGCCGTATTTATACGGCTGACTAACTAAATCAACAACCTTGTCAGTGGTACTCATGATGGTAATCAATGATTATTGTGTAGAGTGGTCGGCAATCTCTCCCATGGTTATAGTTTGTCTCTCACCACGAAAAGGATTGTCTTCGGTTAAGAACAGCATACAGTGACATTCCTTACGCTCTCTCATTGGTACGCAAGGACAATTCCAAAAGGCTTGTGCAACCTCAGCTTGCTTATCTTCGTAATGGCGGCAGGGACATAACGGTCCACCTAACTCATCTTTGTGGCGGGCTAGACCTTCTAATACAACCGACGTAACTCCAAGATCGCTACAGAAATAGGTGTTTGTACGCTGAGCGTAGGTTTCAGCAAATTTACGGATTACTTCTAGACTATTAGGTGACGAGGTTGAAGCTTGACCTGGAACTTTAGACATGAGAGACACTGTATAGGAGGGAGATTAGAAAAAATGGCTAGTTGAACCGCCAACAATGAACCTAGACTCGGATACGAAACGCGATCGTTTCCTTGTGTTAGAGCCTAGTGCAAAGAAATCAACTCGGTCAGATTTAATTTTAAGACCTAAAGTTTAACTTTGGTAAGTACCGAAACTTAAACCATTATCTTCAAAATAAAGGGTATGATTCTAAACTGGGATTCTGTGCACCATAAACCTGGAACTATCAAGTTACGCTTATAATTTTGCTTAATAGGAGAACTAAGTAATTCCTCAAGAATTAATAGAAATCACTGTTATATTGAGAAACTAAGTTACGATTTTTTGTTCAGTTAGACAACGACTAGATATGAGTTTTTCTATCAACGACGCTTTTAGCTTTTTTCAATTAAGCTGTGGTTCCTGGAAATCTCAACGAAGTACTCATCACTTGTTACATCGTCAGGCCGAACCTGGAACGTCTTTTATCTTAGTCAAAGCACTTGAATTAACCGATGATAGGTTACGTAAAGTTGCTGAAATGCATGAGTATGAAACAAGTAAGTTGAGAGGAGGATGTTCGGTACAATGGAGCGGTTCAATGGCTTGGGATCAAGAAGGTGAATCCCATAAAGGCGAATCAGTTTTTGGATTAGTACCTAGCAATACAAATGGTAGAGAAGGTTTCTTGTTAAGGGATCGTGGTTATGCGGAAACGGCTCCTGTCGCTGGTAAGTTCCGAATGGACGAGTATGATGCTTTAATACTGGAGACGGGATACGATACCATGAATACTATCGAAAGATTTTGGTTCTCCGGACCTGATGTTAGATTACGCTCCAGCGTTGTGGAAGGTCTTTCTAATACGGCTTCGTTTTGCGTAGAAACTCGTTACAAATAAAAGTATCCTCGCATCTAAACCAACTATAAATAAGAATTATTGTTTACAATTTTGAGCGACCACAATATCAAGCTATTAGAAGATATTAAACATTACGGACTGTGAGGGCTAAACAACATGAATTTCGTTTGATACAACTTCTACTCCTAAAATATGCAACAACGGATGCTGATGTTCGAGTGGCTCTTCCCCTCCTCAGGTACGCCCCTACTACGCAAAACTCTCGTGTAAAGGCGTTTCGCGTCGGATCCGACGAGGACCCGAAAGCCATTTCCATGGATAAAGCCATGGACCGCGAAGATCAGAACTTCGTGATCGAAACAGCCTATCGGCAAATTTTCTTCCACGCTTTCAAAATAGACCGCGACACTATACTTGAATCTCAAGTACGTAACGGTCAGATTACCGTTCGTGATTTCATTCGTTCTCTTTGTCTATCAGATACCTTTACGCGTAGCTTTTATAATCTGAACAGCAACTATCAAGTAGCCCGTCACCTAGTAGAAAAACTATTAGGCCGGCAGGTGTATGGTAAGTCTGAAGAGATTGGATGGTCTGCAGTCTTGATGACTCGTGGTGTCAAGGGAATGGTTGATGATATTTTGAACAGTGCCGAGTATCTTGAGAATTTTGGTTACGATACTGTTCCATACCATCGCAATAGAGTCGTAGGTTCTCGAGTAGTAGGCGAAACCCCATTCAATATAACTTCTCCTCGTTACGAGGCATACTATAGAGGTATATTAGGGTTCCCACAAGTTGTTTACTCTGGTACAGTGAAAGCGTACCCAGAAAGAGCTCGTCAACGCCGGGGCGGATTTCCTGAGGATTATCTCTCTTGGGTTCGCAATCTTCCAGCAATGCGCATAGGTGGAAGTGGGTCAGGAAATACTAGTATGGATTATATGTCTAAGGTACCTTACCGTAGTGTTGGTCGTTAAGCATAATATATGCTTTATCCGTAAATCAAACCTCAAAAGAATGTAGCCTTGATTTACGGATTGAAATAACGACAAGTTCAAATTATTACAGATAACCTTATAACAACAGTTGCTTTAGTGATTCGCTAAAGGTTAAAGTATTTAAACTTAATAAATCCAATCTTTGGGTCCTTTATGCAATCGATTAAAATTAGCTTAGCATGGAAACGAGTGATTGTAGCTATGTTGCCATTGTCAGGTGCGCTTATATTCCCAATACTAGTCCTATTTCTCATTACTCGCGGTGGTATGAACACTGGGATTGGTACGACTTTACTGGTAAGTACTCTATGGTTTGTGATAATGCTTATCACTTCCGAAATGCCGCATTCTGAAAACTCAAGTCATTAGAAAGCAAAACCATTATTTAGGCTCGTTAAGGAGTATCTTGCTGTTAGGATAAATAATCCTGTGAATCGCTGATTTAATTCCAGTGAATTAATGTCGATTTATTTGAGACCAAGGCACAAAGCCACCCTCGACGTTCTGTAATTAAACACTTTGGTGTTAATCCGCTGGTAAGTTGTTTAAGTTCACCAGACTGAGTATCTAAACACCAATTCATTAATTCTACACTCAAACTCTTGCCTTGTAATTTAATTGCTGCTTCCTTGCATACCCAGCTTCTTAAGACTGCTTTCCGCAAGGCTTCTCCTTGTAAATGTCGTAACATCCTTTGTTCCTGTAGAGGGAAAAATCTCTTTTGGATCTTCCGAACATCAAGAGATCGCCTACAATTTTCTAAGTCAACTCCAATAGGGTAAAGAGACCAACCAAGCAAGATTCCATTTCCACTATGGCTTAGACTAATATAACCGGAATTCTCACTGAGATATGGACGCTTTCCTGGAGGACTATGCAAAGGTACCTGCTTTGGAGTACAATTTAATATGGGAGCTAATAATTGACGTATTAAATGACGGCTACGCTGGTAACGGTTGGCGATTCTTTTAGGTAATCGCTCACTCCAGTATACCTCTAATTCACTTAACTCAGTTTCTTGGAACTGTGATGAGTTGATCACTGTATGAGATGAATAAGTACATGTCCCATGACCAACTCTGACTTGATCATTGTTCCATTGCCGCAACCACATAATAGTATAAGATGAGTTACAGTTATCGGTACTTTTCATTAGGATACTCATAGGCTATAAAATCTTACAATCTTACTTTTGAAATCACTATTTATAAGTCTTTCCTCTCGATTTTACGTTACATGAATACCACACTCTTGTTTTAACCCTCCAAATCGCGTTGAACGACCTGAAATCTCTTGGCCATCTGGAGCACTTGAGTGCCAGTCTCCTACGGTTGAATATCCCTTATCGAATAAAGGATGTTGAAGTATATTATACTCCTTCATGTAATAAAAAATATCCTTCTTGGTCCAATTTAATAATGGACGTAGAGACCAACGACCTCTAATAGAATCTAATGGACTCATGGAAGAACGATGGTCTGTTTGATTTCCTCGGACACCACTCGCCCAACAGCTAACACTATTCATCTCAAAGGCATTTTCTAAAGGTTCTACCTTACGAATCTGGTGATACTTCTCTAAATCCTCTATCGACCCAGTCTCCCAAAGTCGACCATACAAAGCTTCCATTCTCGCAGGACTAATAGAACTCTGAGCAATCCAGACTGAAACAGAGAATAACTCACAGAGAGTTTCTGCATATTGATATGTTTCAAGCGGTAGATAACCTGTGTCTATCCAGATAACTTGTACTTTCTCTTGTAACTGACTCAGCATATGCAGGGAAACGGCTGACTGAATACCAAAACTTGTCGTTAGTGTAAACTTATCCTCGAAAGTCCTTAAACCCCAGTTCAGTCTTTCTTGAGGTGTGAGAGTTGTTAAATAGTCTCTAGTGACTTCTAGATCCAGTGATTCACCTCGAGAAGTCAAAGGTAATTGTTTTTGTTGGATGTTCTTTGAAGTGCTCATCTTTTAATTTTGGACTACAAGTGAGTTTTCCAGGTGACAGCTTCAAATTCGTTAAGGTTCTTACAAGCTCTGTGTGTTTCTTGAGGCGCTTACCATGAGTGAGCCTACATTGTGTCGTGCTCCGGTAGTAATTGTTGGCGGAGGCTTTGGAGGGCTTTATACAGCACTTGCTCTGTCTACTATTCACGATCATCCTCCTATATTACTAATTGAGCCAAAGGAAAGATTTATTTTCTTTCCCTTAGCATACGAATTACTTAGTGGAGAGTTACAAACCTGGGAAGTTGCACCTAAATACAATAAGTTATTTACAGGTAGGAGAATAGGTTGGCTCCGGGATACTGTAGCAACGATAGATATAAAGTCAAAGACTATAACAACAGTCCTAGGACAATCTCAAAAGTTCGGACAACTTGTAATTGCTACTGGTACTCGCCTCGAAACGTTCAATATTCCCGGTGTGCGGGAATATGCAATGACTTTTCATAGCCTTAGAGATATTGAGCGTCTTCAGCAGCTCTTAAAGTTCGTCAGAGAACATCCAGACAAAAATCGGAGAATAGCAGTAGTCGGTGCAGGTCCAACAGGGGTTGAGTTGGCATGCAAGTTGGCAGATTTGGCCGAAGGCGCAATAGAGATAGATCTCATCGAACGATCTAATCAATTATTAAATTCTTCTCGAGCTTTTAATCGTGAAGAAGCCCAGATCGCTTTATCTAAAAGGGATGTTCGAATGAGAATGGAAACTAAAGTCTTAAAAGTAAGGTCAGATACCATCATAATGTCCGGACCAGATGCTATTGAAGAAATCCTTCCAATTACCAAAGTAGTATGGACTGCTGGCTTATTGTCCTCGTTGCCCATTATCTCACCTAATCCTCCTATTGATAAATATGGGTGTTTAGAGTGTAGTGAAGAATTACAACTCTCTCAATCCGAATCTATCTTTGTTATGGGAGATATTAGTTCGGTAGCTACTTCAAAGCAATTTCCTCTCCCGAAAACAGCACAAGTTGCATTCCAGCAAGCAGAATTAGTTTGCGCTAATTTAATAGCCCAACGAAAAAGATTGCCCCTTGAAGCTTTCCATTGGAACGATTTAGGTGAGATGATAAGTTTAGGTATAGGGAATGCTAGCCTTGTCGGTGCAGGCTTGACCTTAGCTGGACCATCAGCTTTTCAGATACGTCGACTCGCTTATCTCACAAGATTGCCAGGATTATCACATCAACTACGGGTAGCCACAAGTTGGATGCTATCCGAATCTTACTAGGATATTCAAGCATGTAACTCATGAACCTATATTGCAACTGGCATTGCGTCGATAACCTGGATTATCAATAAATTGACAAAATATTTAGTCTCTTGAGATCCAATTATGAATAGTCTATGTTTCAAGACATGCTTCAACTGGAGATATTAATGCAATTAATACTTGAGTTTGACGCCATGGTCACTCTCATGGTTGTTTTTCTTGCGATTGTCATGTTTCTCAGTGGAAAAATTCCACCCGAGATGACAGGATTACTATGCGTAGGCATTTTAATTATTACAGGTATTCTCGATCCTGGTGAAGCTCTTGCAGGTTTTGGCAGTCCAGCGTTGATCACTTTAATGGGCTTATTTGGTATTTCCGCTGGAGTATTTCGTTCAGGTGCACTTGATTACCTACTTGAATTAATTGGTTCTGAATCTGTACAAACTTCGCGGAGAATGATTATTCTCTTTTCAACATTAATAGCTCCTATTTCAGCCCTAATTCCTAATACACCTATAGTCTCAACTCTTTTACCGGTTATAGAGGGATGGTGTCGTCGAAGAAACATACCACCATCGAAGGTGCTGTTACCATTTTCCTTTGCTACCGTTTTTGGCGGAACACTAACCTTACTAGGCAGTTCCGTAAACCTACTGGCTAGCGATGTTAGTGAACAACTTGGATACGGAGGATTGGATCTATTTAGTTTAAGTTCGGTTGGTATCCCGATTTGGATATTAGGATCATTATATCTGATTTTTGCTCCTAGTCAGTGGTTGGCCGATCGCAGCAAAGAGCCAACCGATGAAATTGAAAAGTGTATAGACAAAGATTACATTACTGAAGTTTTAATACCGTATCGTTCAAAATTAATAGGTCAAGCTGTTGGTTATAATCGATTACATCGTCGATATGATATAAAAATTCTAGCGCTGCGGCGTAGAGGAGTAAAATTATCTCCTACCTCAAGGGATAAACAACTCATAGAAGGGGATCGTCTCTTAATCAAAGTTGCTAAAGACGATTTATTCAGAATACAACAGGAGGGAATTGTTCGGATAGCTACTAGTAATTGGAAGAAACAAGAAAAGTCTCAGATTAATGGAGAAGCGAAACCTTTGAAAATAGTTGAGGTCTTGATACCCTCTGAATCACATCTTGTTGGCGCGACTTTACAGGAATTGCGCTTTCGTGAACGTTATCAAGCAACAGTTTTGGGACTCCAAACTAGTAATCGGAGATTGGTACAGTACCAATTGGGAACATCAATCCTTAGAGAAGGCGATCTTTTACTTATACAAGCTCCTTTGCAATCAATTCGCAACTTCCAAGCATCCAAAACTTTGGCCGTAATAGAAGAAGTAATTCTAGATCCACTGGACGGTTTTTGTAGAGAGGCATCCGTAATGATTACGTTAGGCGTCATTATTCTTCCGAGTCTGAAAATCATGCCATTAATAGGCTCGGTCCTTTTAGGCACTGCAGCAATGGTTGGTACCGGTTGTATACCAGCCTCTGCAGTTCATCGCTCTATACGATTAGATGTAGTTCTTCTTTTAGGATCACTTGCTAGTTTTAGTACCGCTATTCAACAAAGTGGTCTTTCTACAGCTCTAGCACAGATTTTAATACATACAATCTCTAGTTGGCCTGTTTATGGTTGTTTAGCACTAGTGTTTTTTGGAACTACTGCTCTTACTGAAGTTATGAGTAATGCAGCAACAGTTGCTTTATTAATTCCTGTCGCTGCTCAGTTGGCTATAGGATTAAATGTGGTACCAATGGCTTTTATCTATGCAGTGATCTTTGGCGCTAGTCAGTGTTTTTTATCTCCTGTTGGGTACCAGACAAACCTAATGGTTTTTGGGCCCGGACGATATAGATTTTTTGATATTACTCGATACGGTGCTCCACTTACTGTTCTAATGACTCTTGAAGTACCTTGGCTAATCTGTCACTACTTTTCTCTTTGAATGTAAATTAGTGTATTCTTCTACTGGTTGAATACATAAGCTGCGTCAATCTTACTTGGTCTTCTGAACATACGATTGTTTTGAAAGAATTGCCCAATTATGTTTAATGTTGACAGGTTGTTGCTACGTAATTAGCCATCTACTATAAAAACTATTGCATCTAATTCTTATACAAATTATCGAGAGAGATGTATAATATCATTTCCCCTTCGAAGAAAGTAGAGAACTCACTTACATACCAACATAAGTAGTATATAGGTTGAGAGAATCTTCGGTGGTAAGTACATGGGGAAAATATACTAAGTATATAACCTTTAACACTAAACTTAACCTTATGAGGAATTCAGAGAGTGCCCCTTCATACTATTTTAGAACGCTCACGTCAGTGGCAACGTCAGATGACAGTGCCACAATTTGGTTTAATTGCGGGAGGCTTATTAATTACCATTGGAACCTTAGTAATGGTAACTCCTTTCTGTTCGAAGGATACTGTTGGGGTTTGGGAAGCATTTTTTACTGTAACTTCAGCGGTAACTGTTACGGGACTTTCTATTATTAATATAAGTGATGATTTGACACCATTAGGACAAGGCGTATTAGCGAGCCTAATTCTGACTGGTGGGTTAGGACTAATGGTTATTATTAACTTCCTACAAAATTTCGTTCAGAAAGGATCTGGGCTTCGAGATCGGCTTGATAAAGGTCGTGCACTTGATGAGTTTGGCGTTGGTGGTATTGGACCCGCATTTTATCAAATTTTAATAACAGCAGCTTTTCTGATTACTCTGGGAACATTACTGCTATATAGCTTTGGGTTCACTGATATTTCTAACCGAGGAGAGCGCTTATGGGCATCACTATTTCATTGTATAAGCGCTTATAATAATGCTGGTTTTAGCCTATGGGCCGATAATTTAATTAGATACCGATGTAATGCAGTGGTCAACCTTGTGATTGGAGTACTGATTATTTGCGGAGGTATTGGATGGCGTGTCACTAGCGATCTGTGGGCTAATCGTAGCAGACTATCCATAAAACGGTTGAGCTTGCACACTCGCATTGTTCTATTTACAACTTTAATATATGTCATCTTTGGAGCGTTGGGATTCTTGTTAGCAGAAATGCATAATCCTAGAAGTATCATAAGTGATCTTGATAATAAAGAACAGATATTGGTAGCAATGTTTCAATCAGTCACGACTCGTACTGCCGGATTCAGTACCATTCCTTTGTCACAAGATTTGCTATCTGATCCCACTTTATTTTTAATGATGTTTATGATGTTTGTAGGTGCTAGTCCAGGTGGAACGGGAGGCGGTATTAAAACGACTACTTTCATGATACTTATGAGTGCAACCTACTCTACACTTAAGGGACAGAAAGATGTAGTTGTTTTTGGACGTCAACTCTCAGACAAAATTTTATTAAAAGCCATCGGGGTTACGGTTAGTTCTTTGTTGTTTGTACTGCTTATGGCTTTTATTCTAACGTTCGAGGTCAGTTATCAAAGTAATGTGAGTAATCCCGATCATATTTCCTTCTTAGAAAAACTTTTTACATGTATATCAGCGTTCGGCACCGTAGGTTTGGATATAGGGGTAACTAGTAAATTAAGTCCTCTTGGACAATCTGTCTTAATGTTTAGTATGTTCGTGGGTAGACTTGGAATTATGCTATCATTAAATGTACTAATGACTAGTCAACAACAAAGTCGCATAGCATACCCTCGCGAAGAGATCTATGTATGAGGTAACTAGACAATGACGCCATGGTGGCAGTGGCAGCTAAGAGATCCCATTATTAAAACCAGCTTTGCTGTGATCGGAATGGGACGTTTTGGTAGTGCTGTGTGTAAAGAGCTCGTCGAAGCAGGTGCAGAAGTCTTAGCCGTCGATATAGATTTGAAAGCAATTGATGCGATAACTCAAGAAAACCTGGGATTAGAAGCGCGAATCGTAGACTGCACCGATGAAGAAGCTTTAAGAGCCGCAGGTGTTCTAGAATTAGATGTTGTAGTTGTCGCAATTGGTGAACCAATAGAGGTTAGTATTACGGCAACCCTTATTGCTAAAGATAGCGAAGGAAGTCGTGTTAAACAAGTTATTGCTCGAGCTAGTAGCGACTTACATGAGAAAATGCTAAAACGTGTAGGTGCTGACCGAGTTGTATTTCCGTCCCGGATGCAGGGACAAAGATTGGGAAGAGAGTTGGTACGACCTAACTTGTTAGAACGACTAAGACTAGATGCATCTAACAGTATAGAGGAAATTCGCGTACCAAAATCTTTTGTTGGGTGTTCATTGAGAGATCTAAATTTGCGTAAGAATTATCGAGTAAATGTATTAGCAGTTGGACCAGCTGAGCAACTAACAGTTAATCCCCCTGCCTCTCACATTTTGTTGGAGGACGACCTATTAGTTGTTATGGGTGTTACGGATGATCTTGAAGCGCTTCCATGGCGTTGACAAAGATTGAGACTATCGGATTATAAGCGAGTTTCGTATATTTCAAATATTATTAATTTTCGTACTGTATTCATTAGGCAAATTTTGATTAGGCTTTCTCGTTTATGCTAAATCGCGCGTTAATTGCATACCGTTACCAATAAGTATACTAAACCTAAAATCTTATGAACAATTCTAGTAATCGAAGTTATTTCAATTGTAATGTTTTCATCAATAAAAGTGTTCTCCACTATCTGTAAAGATTGATGCTTTCCATAAACTTGTTTAGGCACTTCAACTGATACAACAATTGTGTGCCTTGAACATCTACAAGGAGTACTACGTGGTAAGTCCAAGAAGTCGAATTGTTGCAGCAGTACTGAAGAATTTAAAATTGCCTCCTCGTTTTCGATTAAAGGTTGTTCAGGAAGATCCTATTCGCTTAGAGTTAATATTAACACCTGCTTATGGTAAATCTCCCATACTAATTGGGTTAGTCGAATCCCAAGACTTGGTTGCTCGACGTGATCGTGAAGGGAGGATACCTCGTGATTTGCAGGGGACTTGGGACTGGACTGTACGTTATAGTAAATTTAGTACAGGTGGTTGGAATTGCTATTTGAAAGAAGCTTTGCAAACAATGTTTGAGACTGGATTACCAGCTGTGATTTACGAAGAGATGACTGGTGAGATATACCATCCAGTAGATGGAAGTCGACATATTCGATAATTGGTACGATCATGCATGATGCTATGCGTAAAGTAACCGAATTTAGTCTATTTCCTTGAGTTATGGAATTCAATGCATGACGTCTTTTGTTGACAGTGACTGATATTAAATATACTTATTCTATTCTATCTTTCCATACCTCAAAAATACGGCTCTACAAGCTGTGAATAACTCTCAGTGGTAAATATAATTCCCCAATTTACACTCTCCCTGTTAAAAGCATAATGACAAGTCTGGATTTCCCGTCAGTTTCCAAAATGATTACTGTATTTAAGTGAAGACAATTGGTGTTATTAATTGTTTAATTTTAAAATTAGATTTATTCTTTATTTAGACTATGCTTGATTCACTTGCTGTTTGATGGTCAAAGCAGCTTTAATATTTGTTATAGTTTGTTTGTCTTGAAGAATTCACATGTCTAGCATTACCCAACCGCGTTTTGGATTTGTTAACTTTGCAGAAACATGGAATGGGCGGCTAGCTATGCTTGGTTTTACAATAGGGTTAGTCACTGAAATCCTAACTGGACAAGGAATATTGGCCCAAATTGGTCTTAATTAATTTAGTATCTGGACAATACAAAATGAGATTTTCTGCTTCTTCGCACCTTAAAAAGTATGACTCTCTTTGCTGAAGTTTATGTAGAAAACCCTGGGCGCAACTAGTTTTCTATTACCTTAGTACCTCACGATAACATCTATGTTGTATGTTAAGAATCGGCGTGACAGCTCGAGATTATTGAGTAGTACACTAATTGTATCTATTATTAGTTTAATGTGTATTGATCATTTACTAGGTCGAATCCTTTTCGTCATAGGAGGTAGTCTTGGCCTATACTTTTGGATTGGTTACAAGAAGGTTAATCAATGAAATTCTGCAATTCTTGAATAAGTTCAAAACATGACAAATATTCTAATCGTCTTCGCAATAATTCCTCGATGTTCATTGCGGGTAATCTAGGAGCTAGGGAGTACAAAATTTTCTTTTCAATTTCGAGTATTATCCGAGTTCTATTCAATGTGCTGACATAGAAAAGATTATTGCATCTTTTTCTTAGTCTACATATTTATTACATTTAGTGAGTACATATAAGAAGTATTGTACTATCCCTGGTTGTATTCAATTATTACTTAAATAATAAATTTTATACTTAGTCTCGTTAACGACAGTTGAGAAGCAGAATGCTAAAGTACAACCTTTATACAGTTCATCAAAAGTTTTATGACTCAAGTAACTGTGGGAGAGAATGAGGGAATCGAATCAGCACTACGGAGATTTAAACGCCAAGTGTCTAAGGCAGGCATTTTTGCTGACTTGAAACGCCTCCGTCACCATGAGACTCCAGTAGAAAAGTATAAACGAAAAGCTCAGCAGCGACGTCGTCGTCGGTAGGTTAATACCTCTTAAAATTTAAGAGGCTATTCCACTTCCCCTGGGCGGTTAAGTACACTAAAATGTTTAAAATTTTGCATAAAGATTTTTGAATATCTTACGCAGTTATCGCCTTGCCGGAACGAATTCATTTTCATGGTTTAGAGTTCATATTCCATAAGCACATTGACGTGATACTCTTATTTAGCTTGCATATTTAATCGGTCGGTGAACTTTTTCAGTCTCTGGATTAATCCTTATATAAAGATTTGTTTAACCCAAAGTGATTGTGGATACGCAACAACTTGCATCTATATGTATCTATTCCACGAACTTAGTTTATCTAAATGCTTGATCAATGTTAGATTTAATAGGAAGGATTTTCCTCATATGGACAAAGATGGTTGTTTTTATATGGATATTCTTCATTACGGAGTGTTTCAAGATACCCTGATTTGTCGACAATTAGGTTCTTCGATATCCTAATCTAGTTCTAGGTGTACCATTTTATATGGGCTTCTTCAGCGTATTGCGTGAGCAGCTTAGGAAGCTACGGCGTCTTGGCCAGCCCTATTTCCTTCCCTATAAGCCCACAAACGCTTTTCTCTTCTTGCTACTTGTCGTAGCAATGTTGGAAATAGTCGTAGGTGTGACTTTACTGTTTTTGACTGGCTCCGTCATAGTTTTTGAGATTCTAAGCCCAACTTTAAATGACCGATTCCTTCCTGGTGTCGCTGATCAAGCAGTGAGGCTCTGGGCTAGTCCTGTGGGCCCAGCCATTGCTGTATTGACTGTTATGAGTCTTGGACTATTTGCCACCGTACGTAGCCAATTAGCACGAGGGCGATGGCTCCCCTGGATCATGATGGTTCTAAATACAGTACTCATTCTCGTAATTAATGGAGTTAACGTTGGTATCAGTTACGTAGCCCGTGACGTAGACAATAGTCTGGTAAGTTACGATCGGGTAAGTTTCTGGAAAATAGTCACAGTCTATGGATTCTGCCTGATAATAGCTCTACCGATCCGTGGAATCCAAAGTTATTTGGTGCCTAAAATAGGTTTGCTTTGGAGGGAGTGGCTGAGCCATCGTATCCTAACCCGCTATCTTTCCAATCGAGCTTACTATCTTTTAAATACGAATGACGAGCTTCTCACAGATATAGACAATCCAGATCAACGTATCTCCGAAGATATTCGAGCTTTTACTGGAATTAGTTTGTCATTAATGACAGAATCTGTTTCAGCCGTTCTTACCTTCTGTAGTTTCATATTTGTGCTTTGGAGCATTAATCAGGCATTAGCTTTTCTACTAATGTCTTATGCGGTATTCGGGACAATACTAATTATGGGAGCCAGTAGGAAACTGGTAATTCTTAATTACCAACAACTACGCTTAGAGGCTGATTTCAGATATGGACTCATCCATATCCGAGATAATGCTGAGTCCATAGCTTTTTATCGTGGTGAGCAACAAGAAGCAAGGGAGGCTGAACGGCGTCTTGATAATGCTGTTTGCAATTATGAGAATTTAATAATATGGGAAGCATTGCTAACCATGATCCAGCGATCTTATGAATATTTTTCCCGGTTTTTGCCATGGCTAGTTATTGCCCCACTGTATTTCAATCGACAGGTTGACTTTGGTGTCTTCGGACAATCAGCTATTGCTTTTTCTCAAGTACTTTATTCCGTTAGTTTTGTTGTCAACAATGTTGACCGCCTCTCAGCTTTCTCGGCAAGTATCACTCGTTTAGAAGGTTTTCAAAAGCGTCTAGATGAAATTTCTCGAGAGTCAGAGAGTAGCAAGACTTTACAACTTAAGCATGAGCCGGAAGTTCCCAGGCAAACACCTAACTGGATCTTCCTTGACGAGACAGACCTTACACCTCCCAATAGTGACCGTCTACTGATCAAGCGGTTGAGTCTTTTCTCTGGTATGGGCAGGCGAATCCTAGTTGTAGGTGCGAGTGGTAGTGGAAAAACCTCATTCCTCCGTATGGTCAGTGGTCTTTGGCAACCTGCTGCTGGCGAAATACAACGTCCAAAACGTAGCTCTTTGTTGTTTATACCTCAGAAACCGTACATGTTACTTGGAACATTGCGTGAACAGCTATGTTATCCACTCCAGACATCCAAATTTAGCAATGAGCAACTAAGAGCTGTTTTACAGAACGTTCGTTTATCAGACTTAATAGATCGCTATCCTAATCTTGATACAACACAGGATTGGCCAAGATTGTTATCACTTGGTGAACAGCAACGTTTAGCTTTCGGTCGATTACTGCTTCATTCACCAGAATTTGTTATTTTGGACGAGGTAACTAGCGCGTTAGATATAGATACTGAACGCCATCTATATGAGATTCTGACTCAAAGAGACATGATGATCATCAGTGTGGGACATCGTCCTACCTTAGCTGCGTATCACGATACCGTGCTAGAAATTCAAGGGGGCGGTCCATGGCGGTTACGCTCGGCAGATAGGTACTATGCCTCTGGCGACTATAAACTGCATCAGGATGATATAAAAATCATAGGGTAATAAGCCAAAGATTGAATTAATCCCTGTTTATCGTAAACTTATTCTATCCGTGTATCACAACCTGCAATTATTACATCCAATCCTTTGAATTTCTAAATCCACCGACTATTGTATACAAGCGCAAGCTTGCGGACCATTGACAACATATAATGATATATATTAATATTTTAAGATCAACATTAATAAATCTCTTACACGGAGTCTATCTTTTGGTTAACACTAATGGAAAGCTTCTCTTGATGTACGTGGAAATGATATCTGGAAAATTGAAGAGCCATTAATCATCGAATTGACCACTATTGTCGCGAACTTGATTTCTAAAAACATTTTCTATTTTAGAGAATCCATCAGCTCTGTTAATCTGTTGGTTTTCAGTTCTGGATTGAGCCTTAGGTGATTCACGAGGATAAGTTTTATCTAAATCCTCTTTTTCCACAAATTTGTCATTATCGTCCCGGTTCTGTCGTTCTCTGCTTAGTGAACGAGTGTAATTGAATTGAGAGTCTAACCTCTTTGACTGGGGGAATTCACTTTTAGGTGGTACAGGTCTTCTGCTGGTAGGACGTGTCCCTTGAGGTTGGACTCGACGTTCCCCAAAACTAGTTTGGCTAGATAATGAACTTAGAGTAGATCCCCAGTCATTGTTTTCTAAGTTTTCTAATGTTTCTCTTCTACTCTCTCTTCGGCTTACTGCTCGTTCAGGGATGACGGGTCTTGATGATATTCGACGACGGTAAATATTGTCTGGATTTCGTTCCTCTTCGGGAATCCCAATGCGTCGACGTGTGAAGCCAGCTTGATCAAATCGATCTACAGGATAATCATTTCGTAAATTTCTAATGTTTGGAAGCGACTGAGTTTCCTCATCATCGAAGTAAGATACTCTTCGTGCTTGCTCTGTCGTTACTCCACGAAGACGTACACTCTCATATGCAAAAAATATTGTACTTCCAGCTAGAAGAAATTGACCAAATTGCAGAATGGGATCTAATCTCCATCCCTGGAAGAAGAGAATCCCACCACACAACAGGCCGATAGCAGCAAAAAAGACATCATAATCTCTAGCAAGAGCAGGCTTAAAGCTACGCATAAAATAAAGCATTGCTCCGCCAGCTGCAAGTATTATCCCAATAATACTGGCCCAGTTTAAACTGGCGTTAACCATAAATAGCGGTCCAAATAGTTCTTAACAATAAACGACAGATGAAGAGATTTTACACCCCTTCATCTGTCGTTTATTGTTAAGAACTATTTGAAGGAGTATATCTACAAACAAATTATTAAAGTTTGCGGTCAACTTGATCTGTTTGACTAATGAGATACAGAGCCACAGAAGCTGGAACTATTACGATTGCAGCACCAGCAACTAAGCTGCTTAGAAAGTTTGAGAGGGAAGGGGTCATTGCTAAGACTGATTAATCGTGAATTGATTTTAGGGACCAGAAGTCACTTCTTACGATGGCTGTGCCTTTGTGCTTAGAGCTTTGTGACGGGTTTCGATCTTTACTTACAGGCAATCCATCTAATACTTAAGTTACTTCTAAATTGTTGGACTCTGCTCTTCTTATTCCGAATAGTGTTCACTTGGTATCCTCAAGTAGCTCTTGACCAAGGAATAGCTATATTACTAAGTGGCCCAACAGAACCTTTCCTAAGATTGACTCGCTCTTTACTAGTCCCTCTGGGAGGAATTGACATAACCCCTGTGGTGTGGGTGGGGATAAGTAGCTTATTACGAGAGCTATTAGTAGGCCAACAAGGTTTACTTACCCAAGTAATTATTTATTACTTGACAAAAACTTTGTAAAGGATTATTCATATAAAATCCTTATATCTGTAAGTAAGCATCTCTTGCTCTACAAACTTTGTGTGAATTTCACCTTGTTGAAATTCTGTACGTTCCAATAAAGCTAAATGGAAACCCACGGTTGTTGGGATACCAGTAACTGCACACTCGCTCAGAGCTCGATGCATACGTTTGATAGCACTTTCTCGGGTAGGTGCCCAGACTATTAACTTGCCAATAAGTGAATCATAAAAAGGAGGTATTTCATAACCTGTATAGACATGACTATCTACTCTTACCCCTGGCCCCCCAGGGGGGAGCCAGCCCGTGATTCGTCCAGGTGCTGGCCGAAAATTGCAATTGGGATCCTCTGCATTGATCCGACATTCAATTGCATGGCCATTGATCTTAATATCTTCCTGGCGGAACTTTATTGGTTGATTGGACGCAATGAAGATTTGCTCTGCAATTAAATCAATCCCTGTTACCATTTCCGTAATAGGGTGCTCAACCTGAATACGAGTATTCATTTCCATAAAGAAGAATTGTCCATTTTTGTCTACTAGAAATTCAACTGTTCCTGCACCTTCGTAGTTAATACTTTTAGCAGCTAATATCGCAGCCTCACCCATTTTTCGGCGTAAAGTCAAATTAATGGCTGGACTGGGAGCTTCTTCTAGCAATTTTTGATGACGACGCTGTATAGAACAGTCTCTCTCTCCTAAGTAAACAATATTTCCATATTTATCTGCCAATATTTGCACTTCAATATGTCTTGGTTGCTCAATAAACTTTTCTATGTAAAGTCCAGAGTTACCAAAAGCTGCTTCAGCTTCATTTTGAGCTGCTTTCACAAAACTTTCCAACTGCTCAAATTTATTCACCAACCGCATTCCTCGGCCACCACCTCCAGCCGTAGCTTTAATCATTACAGGATATCCTATCTTGGCAGCTAATTGGACGGCATCATTAGATGACTTGAACAACCCTTGGCTTCCAGGGATGATTGGTACACCTATACGCTGCATAGTAGCCTTGGCTGTGGCCTTATCGCCCATGGATCTTATTGACTCAGGTGCTGGGCCAATAAAAATGAGACCATGGGCAGCACAAATCTCGGCAAAACGATCATTCTCTGCTAAAAAACCATAACCAGGATGTATAGCATCTGCCCCGCGAGAAATAGCCGCTGCTAAGATATTGGGTATGTTCAGATAGCTTTTACTACTGGGTGGGTCACCAACACATACAGCTTCGTCTGCTAGCTGTACATGAAGAGCGTTACGATCAATAGTACTGTAGACAGCTACAGTCGCAATCCCTAATTCTCTGCAGGTTCTGATAATTCGCAGTGCGATCTCTCCTCGGTTGGCGATCAGCAACTTGCCAATTAACATTCGTACGGTTTTTAGGCCATTGAAAGTGTATCAGTAGTTGACGTTGTCCATCAGAGTGACGGGTGGGGGAGATCAATCGATATAGTTTCAGCTGGGCCAGCTCTAAGCCGACCACGCGGATGTGGTGGAATTGGTAGACACGCACGTTTGAGGGGCGTGTGACTTCGGTCTTGCGAGTTCAAGTCTCGCCATCCGCATACTTATTTTATATAGACAGAGATACCTTGAGACAGAATACCTCTGCTTACTTTGTTTACCCTACTTTTTCCGGATTAATGTTGAATAAATAAGATTCTTTTTACTGTATATCCGGAATAGCTTTGTAGTTACTAATTAAATTCTCATGATCTCACGTAAAAGAATTGAAGGTTTCATTAAACAAAATAATCAATTAATGCTCAAGGGAACTACTCGAGCATTAATTACCCTGTGGTATACTGGTAGAATATTTATTGTACTTGATTAAGAACAAAAATTATAGAAGAATAAGGTGTCGCTAACTATAGTTCTCTAACTGTATCTATTGTGCCGAATTTCTTCGCGCGCTGATCTTCCTTACCAAGGGTCATCGACACTAGTATTACGCCTTCTCAGAGGTTCATGCATCATTTCATCATATTGTTCATTCTCTTCTTGCTCAACAGGAATCGGAATTTTACTAACTCGCTTACGAGATGAAAGTTTAGATTCTAGATTTCTTTCCCGTGTATAGTCTCCTTTTCTATAAAAGTCTTTATTTGTATAATAGTCTTGATCAGATTCTTGTTGTTGTTCAAACATTTCCAGCTCTTCATTCTTAAAATATGCTTCATCCTCATCTAAATATCGACGTTGTACCGTTGGCTCGCGCTGTTGAAGTTTCACCTCTACATATTCCAGCTCTCTTTCTGGAGTAAAGCGATCTGCCGTTGCTTCATTGATGCGTTGTTTCTCATTATTTATTGGTTCTCCAGATGCTAGCTGGTTCTCCACTGGTACGATATTTAGTTTATAATCTTGACGTTCGTCTTCCCAAGCTGAACCAATGAACCCCAATTTTTCAAGTAATCCACTAGATAACTGTTTTAGTTTTGTTTCTGCTCCTTCATAAACTATGATACGATCTGACCCACTACTAATAATCTCGTCGACTGTAAGTTCCCATGTACTGAGAATACCCTCTCCTAATAATGGTACCCCCAAAGTGGATACAATTAAAGAAACTAGGTCTCCAGTCTCTATATCAAAGCTAAAGCCAAGAACTCGACCAAGTTCTTGGCCAGACTCGGTAATTACTTGACAGTTAATAGCTTTAGTATAATCTTCAGGATTAAAATCTTCCTGTAGCGAGTCGGCTGAATCGACTAGAATGACATCTCCGGCTTGTCGGATCTTATCTAAGCGCATCCAGCGAGGTATACCTGGAAGGAAGCGTGTTAATGGATTGTCTCTTAAGCCTAGGGCTACTACTTCACGTCGATCAATGTCTACTACAACCTCTCCCACTATGCCCAGACGGCGTCCAGTATCACGAGTAATTACCTGTGTACCCATCACTTCAGAACGGAACCAAACTCGATCATTACGAGAGACAGAATTCATCAGCTGATTAATAGAAGCCAACTCTTGGCCTTGATTAAGTGAAGAAGACCAATTTGGTGTGTTCATCATATCCTGAGAGTGAAGTTCATTTCGCTGATCACAAGCCAAATATTTACTTGAAAAATCCATAGGCTGATCTGGCTTGAATTGTATAACATCTGGAGTAAATTATGTCCTGACAATACTTTAGCGCTATAAGCCGAATTATGAATTCATTGAATGCTAGGTAAAGACTAATGAGTTGCGTTTTCCTATTCGTTGACTGATTGATATTTTCAATAGCTTGCATTCGTAAGTATATAACTAATACCAATTTTCTGGTGACATGAGGTACAATACTGGGTTAGTATTTAAATTTCTTTAGTTCTTGATAGTCTTGCCTTTGGTTCGTTCGATTATTTATTGCGACTTGGCGTTTGATTATGATATAGACTTTACTTATTGTAAATAATGGCTAACTTAGGTATTAAATTACTATAGCCAAATTATTAGTGGTAACTAATTATCGAATTTCATAATTGAGCCAACGACAGTCAATACCTCCATTACGGACGCTGTAGTTTCGACGGGCTTTCATTCGTATTGCTCCTGTCGCTGTTGGATTTCCACTCAGTAACCACATTTGCCATCCGCTATATTTTCGTCTCATTTGCAGACTTAATTCAGAATATAAATCCTCTAATCCTCCCTTATTATCTAGCCTAACACCGTAAGGGGGGTTGCATACTATTAATCCCGAAGCGTAGCATGGTAAATAGTCTCTAAAATCTTCATGTCTAAATTCTATAAGGTCACTCACCTCAGCCAATTCTGCATTTATTAACGCTTGCTCGAAAGTATATTTATCTTTTTCGATACCAATTATGGGAGCTATCTGATTTGTTCTCATGGCACGTCCTTGTTCTGTAAAAAACTCGTTTTCAGCCTCAGTCCAAATTTGTGGATCAAAATCTGCCCAATTTTTTAAGATGAAGGTTTGATCCAATCGAGGCTTCTTACCGACAGCTTTTCGCGCTGCTTCAATCAATAACGTACCAGAGCCGCAAAGTGGATCTAGTAGACACACCGAACCATCCCAACCTGTTAGTTGAACTAGACCTGCTGCTAAGTTCTCTTTAATTGGTGCAATCCCAATACCCGTTCTCCATCCACGACGATGCAAACTATTTGAACATCCATTAGCGCTAAGTACCGCCTGAGTTCCATCAAGATGTAAGTGTAAATATATCTTGGGATTCTCTAAATCTATTGAAGAACGTTGATTCCAAAGCTTCATCTGTAAATCAACCAAAGCATTTTTTACCTGCAAAGCAGTATAGTAAGTGTGGGTTAGATTCTGGGAAGTACCGGTTACGTTAACCTTGAAACTTTGTGATGGTTGTAACCATCGCTCCCAATTTATTGCCTTTTGTATGCCATGGTACAAATCTTGCGGAGAATTACATGGGAAGGTGGCAAGTTCCCTCAAGATTTGGAATGGTAATCTCGCTCGCAAGTACATCCTATACAAGCAGCGCATATCTACTCTTGCTCTAATTGCTCGCTTTATAGGATGTACATCTTTAGCCCCTAATGCTATCAACTCACTGGCCCCTTCCAACTCCAGTCCGGAGGGACATACCACAATAATCTTCAGTAAATAGTTTGTCATTAGAACAACCTAGTTGTGTTAGAAATTTACATATACTAGAAATCCAGCTATGAATGATCGATTATTTCTGCTATGATTTTGAAGTTCGGTTTTAGCCGAACTAGGTGGCTTACACCAGTGTTTCGGACAGCGGTTCGATTCCGCTCAGCTCCATCACGAGGGGCTGCAATGGTTTCGACGGGGCATGAGGAAGGTTACTGAAGCCTGCTCGGCAAGAGCAAAATCGTATCTGCGAACAACATCGTTCGTTTCTCCCGTCAAGCTGCTCCTGTAGCAGCCTGACCTTAGTTAAGGAGATGGGGTAAGTCAGCCTTATAACCCAAATGACTCATGGGACCTGGAAGGGTCCCTAAATTTTAGAACTTATTAGTTAGAATCAAACTTGACCATACCGAGAAAACGCCATACTGCACTATTAACCATGCTCACTTCCAAAGTTACTCATAAGGCTTACAGAAAACGTACTAAACGTTCGGACTTCCCTCCAGCAAGAAAATTTTAATTTGGTCGCTAATCTGGGATACTTAAAATCCTGCTTTACCAGTCACACCAACAGAGATATATGGCGGGGAACGGCTACCGCGATTATTTCGGTCTCCTCGGGGTAGATCGCAGTGCAAACGCTGATGAAATCAAGTCAGCTTTTCGTAAACTGGCACGCAAATACCATCCTGATGTTAATCCAGGAGACAAATCAGCAGAAGCAAAATTTAAGGAAATAAGCGAGGCTTATGAAGTCCTTTCTGATCCAGAAAAACGCCGTCGGTATGAACAATTTGGTCAATACTGGAATCAGGCAGGAGTTCGATCAGAAGGCAGAGCAGAACCAGACATAGACTTTGGTCGTTACAGTAACTTCGATGACTTCATTAACGACTTACTAGGTCGTTTTGGAGGCCCCACTGGTTCCGGATTTAGTACAGGCGGTACAGGTTTCGGTTTTACTGGAGGTGGCCGATCTCGTAGTAGTGCAATTAACCTAGATGCAGAGGCTACAATTAAACTCCCTTTTGCCGAAGCTTTTTATGGTTGTGAACGTAGTCTCTCAGTTAATGATGAGAGAGTTCAAGTGCGAATACCATCAGGACTGAAAAATGGTAGCCGTTTACGATTAAAAGGGAAAGGAAACTTACAACCTGGTACTGGACGCCGGGGGGATTTGTATTTGACTCTTCAATGGCAAGAACACCCAATATGGAAATTAGACGGTGATACTTTACGTGCTGATTTACCACTCAGTCTTGATGAAATGGCACTTGGTGGATTAGTTAAAATCGCTATTCCTGATGGTCAGGCTACTATTAATATTCCTCCCAAGACCAGTTCTGGAAGGGTTTTGCGGCTAAGAGGTAAAGGTTGGCCAAATCCCTCCAGTCGGGGTGATTTATTACTTACACTCGTCTTAAAGTTACCAGATAATTTTAGTTCAGAAGAACTAGAATTGTTAAATCAATTACGTAAGATTCGAAGTGTTGATCCTCGTGCTGAATGGTCCAATCTCGCAAAGTTGAAAGAGCCTAAATAATACAACTCGTGCAGTATTGATGTTATACATCTAAATTAAGATTGCATTTCTATGATTAGATAATCTGCATGGTGAAAAACATTAGGTAAGATTCACACACGAATCTGTTATCTCTATGGAACTTACATATCGTCCTCGCAGATTACGACGTACCTCAGCCCTTCGACAAATGGTACGCCAGTTCCATCTGAGCCCCTTAGATTTTATATATCCTCTGTTTATCCACGAAGGAGCAGAGTCTGAGCCTATAGAAGCTATGCCTGGTATTAACCGGTGGAATCTTGACGGATTAATGAAGCATGTTGGTGTTGTTTGGGAATTAGGAATCCGTTGTATTGTATTATTCCCCAAGATAAAAGATGATCTAAAAAGCGAGGATGGAATTGAATGTTGTAATGAAGACGGTTTAATACCTAGAACAATCAAACATATTAAGCAAGAATATCCTGAAATGATGATAATGACAGATGTCGCTCTTGATCCATACTCATCTGATGGGCACGATGGCATTGTAAATCAGGCAGGTCTGGTATTGAATGATGAGACAGTAAGCATTTTGTGTCGTCAAGCTATTGGCCAGGCTCGTGCTGGCGCTGACTTAATTGGGCCTAGTGATATGATGGACGGTCGTGTGGGTGCCATACGTAAAGCTCTTGACCAAGAAGGTTTCCAAGATGTGGGTATAATTAGCTATACGGCAAAGTATTCCTCGGCTTACTATGGTCCTTTTCGTGAGGCTCTAGACTCAGCTCCGCGTATTGGAAGTACAAAAAAAATTCCAAAAGATAAGTCCACTTATCAAATGGATCCAGGTAATGCTAGGGAAGCAATTACCGAGGCTCATCTAGATCAACAAGAAGGTGCAGATATTTTAATGGTTAAACCTGGTTTGGCTTATCTTGATATCATTAGTCAGTTAAGTAAGCAAGTGAACTTACCAATAGCAGCATACAATGTAAGTGGAGAATATTCTATGGTTAAGGCAGCTGCTCAACGAGGATGGATCGATGAGAAATCCGTTGTCCTTGAGACTTTACTATGCTTCAAGCGAGCAGGGGCAGACTTAATATTAACGTATCATGCATGTGACGCAGCTAAGTGGTTGCTTGCAGACTAAATATTGGTATACCATGTTTTTAGAAAGTACCTTTAATTATTACTAAGCAGGAATTTATCACTTTTAATACCATGACACAATTCGGGCATGATTCTCAAGGTCGAATTATCGTTCATCGTCTCGGCCATGTAGCTATTCGCGTACAAGATATGAATCGTGCTAAAAACTTTTATCAAGGTTTGGGTCTGTCTCTTGTTTGGGATGCAACTGATTGGGCATATCTGAGATTAGCCAATAGTAACAATGGTATTGCATTGCTAAGTCCTGAGTATAAAGATGCCGGCCCACATTTTGCCTTTCATTTTTCTACTAAAGAGGAAATCGAACTTATCCGTTTACAATTCATCGATAAAGGATATGAGGTAGGGGCTATTCATGACCATCGTGATGGTACAAGTTCTTTTTATCTCCAGGATCCCGAGAGTAATTGGCTAGAAATCTTATATGAGCCGACCGAGGGCATCCACTCTAATTGAATCCTAAACTAATACAGTAATCAAGCTTTACACTAATATCTAGCAAAATACTCTTAATTACGGATTCTGCTTAAAGTCGTAATCACAAAAATTTATTGTATCTGCATGCCAATCTCAGCATTCGACCAGATTTATTTAGTGATTACTATATGGATATATTTAGTGAGAAGACTTTAAGGCAGTCTTTACAGTGTATTTTATCCAGGATCTTATCTTTATGATAAAGTACTAACTTCCGTAACCATATTACGAGTTCATCCTGAACTTTAATTCCGAATCTAAATTATCAAGGAAGTCCTATCAACGAGTTGGCTTAAGAGGGGATAACTCTTAAGATGAAAGACAAACTTTGAATTTTCGGTTTTCAATCCTTTGCAATTTATTGATCAAGCCCGTATTGTGGTACACGCCGGTAGAGGTGGAGATGGCATAGTAGCGTTTCGTAGGGAAAAATATGTTCCTACGGGCGGTCCTTCAGGAGGTGATGGTGGTAGAGGAGGTGATATAATACTAGAGGCTGATCGTAATTTGCAGACTTTGCTAGATTTTAAATATAAACGTATATTTCCTGCTGAGTCGGGGAAACGGGGTGGTCCTAATAATTGTAGCGGAGTTGCAGGTAGTAACCTTATCATTAAGGTTCCATGTGGAACCGAGGTAAGACATCTTAGTAGTGGTATTCTGTTGGGGGATCTGACGGAACCGGGTCAGCAACTTATGGTCGCGCGTGGCGGTCGAGGTGGCTTAGGTAATGCACATTATCTAAGTAACCGAAATCGAGTACCTGAAAAATTTACAGAAGGCCGTGACGGTGAAGAATGGCCTCTTCAGCTGGAACTTAAACTATTGGCAGAAGTAGGTATTATCGGACTTCCTAATGCCGGGAAAAGTACGCTAATTAGTTTGTTGTCAGCAGCTAAACCTAAAATTGCAAGTTATCCTTTTACGACTATTCTTCCTAATTTGGGAGTAGTTCATAGACAAAATGGAAGTGGAACCGTCTTTGCCGATATTCCCGGATTAATCCTTGGTGCTGCACGTGGCATTGGATTAGGATATGATTTCTTAAGACATATACAGCGTACTTGCTTATTGGTACACTTGATAGATTGTCAATCCGATGACATAATACATGATTTTATTGTTATTGAAGGAGAGTTAACATCTTATGGTCATGGATTAATACATAAGCCTCGAATACTGGTTTTACATAAAATTGACCTTTTGGATAGAGGCCGCCTAGGTCAGCTGTGTAAAGCACTCAAGATGATCACTGCCTGTGATATTCTTCTGACATCTTCTACAATACATGCAAGTTTAGAGTTTTTGAAAATGCATATTTGGCAAGAACTAGACACTACCCCTTAGTTTCCTTTAAACCCAATGTGCAAATACTGATTTTCTATAGATAAGTCCATGTCTTTAAACGATAGTACCATTGGAGAATATAGTAAAATGGTCTTTGAGGTCATCTATCCCTGTATATCACTGTATATCACTGTTCAAAATTGTGCGGTTTATATAAAGAAGGTTGGTTTCATTCTCTCACGTCCAGTCTTGATAATGACTGAGTAACGACCTGCTTCTATATTCTAGGATTAGTACACGCAAGTCAATCCTTAACCTAACCTAAAAGAAGCTGAATCAAAATCTTGCTCTATATACCTCTCCGTTGAGCTTCAAGATAATTGAAAATACTTTTATCACCGATATCAGCCGAACTCTTTACAGAGAATTTCTGGATAGCAAGGATTAATAATAGGAAAGAAGAACTAATTAACAAAGTAAACGACATTGTTTCTGCTAAATATCCACTCAGGTGCCCTAGTAACGCAGCAGGCAAGAATAAGACCACTCCAATTGCTTCCAGTCGATGAAAACAAAAAAATTCTTTAATTCCGACACCAATAAGAGAAGCAAAAAAAGGTGCTACAGCCCAAATCGAGAAAGGTTCATGAACGAATAGAGGTAATAGTTCTCTAAAACCATTTCGTAAGGCTAATACGAAAACACTAACCGTACCAATCAACCATAGTAGTTGCAAAGCTCTATGGAGGAATCGTAAGTAGATATGAATCCAGCGCAATGCTAAGCCCAGAGAGGTGATTAAGGGAAAGATCCATGGCCAGGCGCCTGCGCCACCATAAGTTTCCCATTGAAGTAATAATCCTGCAAAGCTCACTCCTATAATTAAAAAAGCAATTCTGTAACCTAGCACTTCGCGTTGGTCCATGGAATCGATAGTAAAGATTCCATAAATGCCGTCTAAGTAGGAATTATTCATAATGCCTAGGATCGGGAATCAAACTTAGTACTAGACTAGCTAAACTGGGATTGTCTGGAACAATCCCACTCGGATTTAAGGGGAATAAACTACCGAAATAATCACTTACCATAGCTTCACTATCACAAGTATCGGCGACTCCCGGTAACGAAAAAAACCGTTGGCGCCATTGCCAAATTGAGGGGAATTGCCACAATAGATGACGGTTACAATTAAACAGGGGAGCGTATACTAATTCCCATCTAATTAACGTAGGGAACAGACAAATATCCGATAGTGTAACATGAAGACCACAAAGCCACGGTCCGTTTTTGTTAAGATTCTCTTCCATAATTCCCAATGCTTCGAAAAGAGTGGCACTTGCTTTCGTATACGCACTTTGTTGTCGTGCAAATCCACACTTATACACACCATCATTTATATCAAATTGTACTAATTCTCGCCATTTTTCGATAGTTTTCTGGTAACTAAAGGGCATAAGTTCAGGTGATTCCATGCTAGCTGGCCAATTATTAAGTAGTTCTATGATTTGAGCACTCTCATTACAGATGATAGTCATTTCCTTTTGATCAAATATTACCGGTATAGTCGCTCTTTGACTTTTAGGAGAACCACAGAGTAAGTACAAATCGTATAAGTTATGACATCCATTGAACGGTGTTACAAAACGCCATTTACCTCGTTTTCTGTCTGGCTCTACTATGATAACATTTATTGTCTCTCGTAGATTGCGTATTATCCATACAAGCCAGGCTCGATGTGCCCATGGACAGCTACGACCAACGATCAGTGTGTACCGAGATTTTTCTACGAGGTGAGCTGTTTGTGGTGAAATTTGAAGAAAATTTGCCTTAGGCCTTACATAATTGCCATCTTTATCCGCAGGTGCAAGACCGGTCATTAAAGTTTTCCACTGCCAATACCATAAATCTCGTGCCATTCTTACTATGGTGGCTGGTACTGGCATGGCGAAAAATTGTAAGCGTTAGGATTATAGACCTTCTCTACAAAATCTTATAACCATAAGATCGTTTCTCGGTTACCATAACCGAACTCTATTGGTATTGAATCCAGTACCTCCCTCTCGTTGAATAACTACTAGGTGTACCCTAGATTCCGTGAGCAAAACATACTCTAGCCTGGCTAGAATTATTTTCGTTACACTATACTGTTCATTTTCATGGGTTAATTTAGCACTTTCCGCATGTTACTGCGTAGTCAATAAGTACGAGATTATTCTCAAGCTTTTACACATCCACAGAGATAACTATTACCCTAGTTAAAAAAACGCAATCTTGAGCTAATGTGCAAGAGACGGCAGGCCTTGAGCCTTCCTGTCATTAATACCTGTCCCTAAGGGGGCACTCTTCCGCTTTCATGACTACCACTCTTCAGCAGCGCCAAGGCGCTTCTGCGTGGAACCAGTTCTGTGACTGGGTTACTTCCACCAACAACCGCCTTTATGTGGGCTGGTTCGGTGTGTTGATGATCCCAACACTACTGGCAGCAACTATTTGCTTTATCGTAGCGTTCATCGCTGCACCTCCTGTCGATATCGACGGAATCCGTGAGCCTGTTGCTGGCTCTCTGATTTACGGGAACAACATCATCAGTGGTGCTGTTGTTCCTTCTAGCAACGCAATCGGTCTTCACTTCTACCCCATTTGGGAAGCCGCTAGCCTCGACGAGTGGCTCTATAATGGTGGGCCTTACCAGTTGGTAATTTTCCACTTCCTCATTGGCGTTTTCTGCTACATGGGTCGTGAGTGGGAACTTTCCTACCGTCTAGGTATGCGTCCTTGGATCTGTGTGGCTTACAGCGCTCCCGTAGCAGCTGCCTCTGCAGTATTCCTCGTATATCCTTTCGGTCAGGGTTCATTCTCTGATGGTATGCCCCTCGGCATCTCTGGAACTTTCAACTTCATGTTAGTATTCCAGGCTGAGCACAACATTCTGATGCACCCATTCCATATGTTGGGTGTAGCTGGTGTATTCGGTGGAAGCTTATTCTCCGCAATGCACGGTTCTTTGGTTACTTCTTCTTTGGTGCGTGAAACCACCGAGAGCGAATCACAGAACTATGGCTATAAGTTTGGTCAAGAAGAAGAGACCTACAACATCGTTGCTGCTCACGGCTACTTCGGCCGTCTAATCTTCCAGTATGCTTCCTTCAATAACAGCCGTAGCCTGCACTTCTTCTTAGCAGCTTGGCCAGTAGTAGGCATCTGGTTCACCGCCTTGGGTGTAAGCACCATGGCTTTCAACCTCAACGGTTTCAACTTCAACCAGTCCATCCTTGATGGTCAAGGTCGTGTTGTAAACACTTGGGCTGATGTGCTCAACCGTGCTAACCTTGGTATGGAAGTAATCCACGAGCGTAATGCTCACAACTTCCCTCTTGACTTAGCAGTTGCTGAAGCAACTCCCGTTGCTCTAACAGCTCCTGTAATCGGTTAAGAATTAGAGAGTTTCTGACTTAGTTTCGACTGATTAGAAATTCTTTACCAAAGTAAGACTAAACTAAAAAGCCCTTGGCGATATCGCCAGGGGCTTTTTAGTTACGAATGTGATACGGTGGATGGTAGTTTATTAAGTGAACGCATTATGAAGGAATAAAGTTACTTTAAGAATGCCGGTGTAGCTCAGTGGTAGAGCAACTGATTCGTAAGCAGTAGGTCGCAGGTTCAAGTCCAGTCACCGGCTTGACATCTCTTTATTTTAGATTATATGATACGATTGTTTAAAATATACGTTCACTAAAGGTATCCTTTCATATCTATAGTTAGATCAGCACGTATGCTATTCTATGGCAACCAAAGTTCAGACGAGAAATCAGGTTTTCGCTTTTCCAGAAACGCTTTTTTACCTTCTTTCCCCTCATCAGTACGATAAAAAAGATGAGTGGCCTGACCAGCCAACTCCTGAATTCCTGACATTCCATCAGTCTCAGCATTAAAAGCAGCTTTCAAACACCGAATAGCTGTTGGACTATGTTGTAGTATTTCTTGTGCCCATATAACACCTTCCTGCTCTAACGTATTCAAAGGTACGACAGCATTGACTAGCCGCATGGTGAGGGCTTGGGTCGCATCATAGGAACGACAAAGGAACCAGATTTCGCGTGCTTTCCGTTGGCCTACAAGTCTGGCTAGAAAAGATGCTCCAAATCCACCATCAAAACTCCCGACGCGTGGTCCGGTTTGTCCGAAGATAGCATTATCTGCAGCAATACTTAAATCACAAAGTAAATGCAATACTTGTCCACCTCCAATCGCATAGCCTGCAACGAGAGCAATTACTACTTTTGGAAGACTGCGGACAATACGCTGTAAATCGAGGACGTTAAGCCTAGCTAATCCCATTTCGTCAATATAACCACCATCTCCGCGAACTGATTGGTCTCCTCCAGAACAAAAAGCGTAGCGACCATCTTTAGCAGGCCCTATCCCTGTAAGTAGAACTACTCCTATGTCAACAGTATCACGTATGAATGAAAAGGCATCACACAATTCTGTTACGGTTTGCGGACGGAATGCATTTCGCTTAGTTGGACGATTAATAGTAATGCGTGCAATGCCTTCTTTACATCGATCGAGAAGAATATCTTCATAATCATTCCAGGGTATCCATTCGACTAAAGAAATACCTGGGAGAACTTGACGATTCTTTGTTGGGAAAACTTGCATTTTTTACGGGAGGTGTTGTTTCATTATGGGTACTACTTTGCTTCGAATTTCTTGACGTAAGTGCGCATCATAAAAGCGGTTGGTACCCACATACAATAGAGTAACTGATTGAGAGTAAGCTCTTTCCAAAGCCGATTTTATATTCTCTGCGGAAGTGATAACATAAGAAGAAATGTTATGTGCAGCTGCCAGGATTCGATGGTCAGCAGATTGAGGCATGGTGAAAAGCTTCTCAAAATCCATTACGGATTTATATCTCAAACCTTCAGACTTGGGCCTGATCTTTAACTGCTCAAAGATACCACCGCCACCATTATCAATCACTAATACAATTAACTGACCTTTTAATTGTGATATTTGTTGTTGCCATAGCCAGCCATTGCTATCATGCAACAATGCTAAATCTCCACTGATAAGGACAAGCCGTCCGTAAATAGAGGTTAATCCCATTGCTAGGGAAAGTGTCCCATCTATTCCTGACGATCCTCGAAAACCTTCCACGGTGTGAGGTGTAATATTTTGAGTAAAGTTTTCCCAATCTCGAACTGGACTACTACTAGCCAGCATAATTGGCCAATCAGTGGGAATTAGGTTCTCTAATATACGTGCTAGAGATGGCTCACGAATCGCACCTACTAATGATAAGTTTTGACTGAGTAAATTTTGTGTTTTTACCTCTATACACTGCAACCATGAATTAATATCTAAACTTGTAGAATTCGAGGTCATATTCCAGAATTGTTCTGGAAGACAATTGCACCATGCACTAAACCCTCCACTCCATTGTTGCGCAAGATGGAGAAAATCTTGTGGTCTAGTATCTCCTTCTGTAATTAATATCTGAGATCCGCCCGTTTTTTTTATCCACTGTTGTAACTGACGACTAGCAGGCATAGGCCCTAACCGCAAGATTTGTCTAATGCCTATATCTACTGGTATCTTGTCAAGAAACAAGTCGTAAGTTGTAATGGATTTCAATTCTGAACAGCCCCGTAAACCGGAAAGCGGGTCCGCGAATATCGGCCAGTTAGTATGTCTTTGGAAACGGACAATAGATTTAATGAAGGCAGGATAACGTAAATTACTTCCACGCCAAGGACCCACAACGATGACGCCAGGCTGATCTGAAATAAAACAAGGTATCTCACCAAACTGTTCGCATCCTAGATAATCTATATTAACAGAGTCTAACTTTTTAGGTTTCGTTGGACAATCGAACCTGTATGTATCTAGAAGTTTTTGTAAATCTCCAGAGGTAATATGTAAAGGCTCATCTAAAGGAAGATTAAGGTGCACTGGTCCAGATGGAATCCCATGGGCTTCTACCCACGCCCTTTCAGCTAATAAATTTATTGCACAATAACTCATTGTGGATAAACCCTGTAATGATCCATGTCCAAGCCATCGACATGCACTCGTCAAAAACCGTTCTTGGGCAACGGTTTGATTAGAACCACAATTCTTCAGAGATGAAGGGCGATCGGCTGTTAAAATCAATAGAGGGATACCAGATTTATCCGCTTCAACAAGTGCCGGTAATAAGTTAGCAACGGCTGTTCCAGATGTTGTGACAATAGCTACGGCAGTCCCAGAAGCGCGTGCAGCACCTAACGCAAAAAAGGCTGCTGAACGTTCATCAATACATGTAAACAGTTGAAGATTACATTTTCGCTCAAGGATTCCTGCTGCTACAGCTAGCGGACCTGAACGACTGCCTGGACAAATAACCAATCGTCTCAGACCCAACATGAAAAATGCTTTTAACAGGTGAAGGCTTGACAGAAGATTTGCGCTGGCAGTTGGCACAGAAAGCTCTAAACAATGGCACGATCTTGAAGCAACGCAAACTGACCAATGATATTTTCTGATTTTAGGATTACAAAAAGTTCTACCTTACGATCTTTGCTAATCTGGCTTATATTAGGCTGTTTAATCCGCTGGATAATAATCGAACCAAGATGGATTCCCTCTGGGTCGATGCTGCCCACATTGCAGATTAAAGATAGAATTCTGGTGGAAAGATTAAGAGTTGATTTACACCAGTCAATACCAATAGATTCTATTGTAGTTTTCCGACCACCTATCAATTTAAGAAATGTCGGCTATGATCCTAAGGCAGCATTAGTCAAGCGTGTTGTTGGTAGACCAGGGGATAAAATCGAAGTAAAATTTGGACAATTATGGCGTAATGATGTACAGGTTGCAACAGACTGGAGCTTTGAGAAGGCTAATTATAGCATGCCACTGATCACCGTTCCGAAAAATACCTTATTGGTCATGGGAGATAATAGAAATTTCAGTTTAGACTCACATTTATGGGGGCCTTTGCCAATTGAAGATTTAATTGGTACCGTTGTTTGGCGTTATTGGCCTATAAAGAAATTAGGAATAATCTAATGATACCACAGAATGTTACCTGCTTGATTTCGTAAACAACTTTTCTTAATATACAAAAATATTTACCCACAATACTAGTCAAAATAAATCAAAAACGTAATTTTGAGAATATTCTTTTTCTTCCTTGATAGAAAACCCTGTACATTGATAGAAGAATAGGAAACAGGGAAAAGTTATAAATGCTTGAATTCGAATATTCTAAGAGTTTGGTCTTATTGTCCTTTCTTAATAATCAATTAACTATACTACATGTGTTTAACTTGCATAATTGAATGAATCAATGCTCACCACTCTGTACAATTCGATTTAATATGTATTCCAATGTATAACCAAAGAGGGATGGATCTGGTTTGTTTGTATCTAGATCACTTAATCCTAATTCTTCCCAACGTTGATTAATTCTTGTTTCCAATTCCATTGATCGACTTAAAGGTTTTCCCCAATTATGACGTTTTTCTGGCCCAATTTTGCTAGTTGCATCAATGGCAAGACGCCCCCCTAAATTTAATTGCTCACTTGCAAAATCTAAGGAATCAAAAGCTGTGTCTTTTAAAACAAAAAGGTCTCGCTGAGGATCTACTTGAGCTGCGATAACCCACATAACTTGGCGAATGTCACGGATGTTAATAGTCTGATCCACTACTACTATAAACTTCGTATATGTAAATTGAGGTAAAGCACTCCAGAAGGCCATTGCAACACGACGTGCTTGTCCAGGATAAGATTTATCTATTGAAATTATCGCCAATTTATAACTCAGCGTTTCCATTGGCAAGAAGAAATCTATTATCTCTGGAATTTGTTGATGCAATATAGGAGTATAGATTCGATTCAATGCTATAGCAATCATAGCTTCTTCCTTAGGAGGACGACCACTAAAGGTTGCCATAAAGATAGGATTATTGCGTTGTGTCACGCAATGAAAGTGAACTAATGGGGAAGACTCAACACCACCATAAAATCCCATATGGTCACCAAAAGGACCATCTGGCAACTCATCCCCAGGCCAAATTAGTCCCTCTAGGACAATTTCACTTTGAGATGGAACCTCTAAGTCAATAGTCTTACATTTGGTTAATTGTACTCCTCTTCCAGCATATAAACCAGCAAAAAACCATTCGGAGAGTTGAATTGGTATCGGTGTTGCAGCTGCCATTAACAGTATTGGATGTACACCTATCGCAACTGCAATCTCTAAGGGACGATTCAGAGCTACAGCCTTTCGTAAATGGCGAGCACCTCCACGAACTGATAACCAGTGCACAGTCATTGTATTTATTGATTGCTGTTGTAGCCTGTATACGCCCACATTAGGAATACGAGTCTCGGGGTCTTTTGTAATTACAAGACCAAACGTCACCACACCCCCTGCGTCACTTGGCCAAGGACGAATCAGAGGAAGAGCGTCAAGGTTTACTGATGATTGATTAAATACTTTATATTGGCACGGAGGGTTAAGATTCCATCCTGGTCGTGCTCTAATTAAATCCCAAACTATACTTGCAAATTCTTTTGTTTCACTAAATCCCTTGGGTGGTCTTGGCTGTTGTAATAACGCTAAGCGCTTTCCAAGTTCTTCCAGTTGTTCAGCACTCTCTAGGCCCATACTCCATATAACTCTTTCTACTGTACCCATTAGGTTGGCAGTTACTGGTATTGATGAGCCAATTACATTCTCAAATATTAAAGCAGGTCCACCACTTGCAAGGGCACGATCAGAGATTGCTGCTAATTCTAAATCTGGATCTACTGGTGCTGTGATCCGACGTAGTTGCCCCTTATTTTCCAATAGGCTTAGAAAGCCCCGTAAATCCCGGGTCGTAATTCTAGGTAGGGCTATAGTCATCTAGATGAGATATAGGGGTGCCTACTGTGGCGCACTCACCTTGAGTTCTTGCCCATGCATCTATCCTACTTTCATGTCGCAGCTGATGTCCCAGAAAATGGTTTGCCTGATGCTGCGGTAGTAATCGATGTTCTAAGGGCGACAACTACAATTGCTTGGGCGTTAAGAAACGGTGCCGAGGCCATTCATGTGTTTGCCGATCTTGAGAGCTTGCGATCTCGAGCTGAAGCATGGCCTGCAGATCAACGGTTACTTGTGGGAGAAAGAGGTGGGAAAAAATTAGAAGGTTTTGACCTTGGCAATTCACCAATAACGGTCACAAGGGAACTTGTTGAAGGAAAACGACTATTTATGAGTACGACTAACGGAACTCGCTCATTAGCTCGTGTCAAAAAAGTTCCTTTACTTATGACTGCTAGCTTATGTAATAGATTCTCGGTAGCGAAGCGATTAATCAATGAAAAAATCAATCGAGTTTGGATTGTAGGTAGTGGCTGGGAAGGTAGCTACTCTTTAGAGGATTCTCTAGCTGCTGGGGCTGTTGCTGAAGCGATTGGACAACTTCTAGGTGGTGATCAGCTGATCGTTGCTGAAAACGACGAACTGATTGCAGCCTCAGTCCTCTGGTCTAAATGTAAGAAGAACCCTGAGCGTTGCTTAAGAGCAGCAAGTCATGGACGTCGTTTAATAAGAATAGGAAATCATGACGACGATTTTCGTTGTTGTGCTACTGTTGATAGCCTTGATATTGTACCTGTTCAAGTTGAAGATGGAGTCTTAAAAGTAAAATAGGCGCATATGTCTTAGTAAATACTTTTTAATTCATAGATAATTAAATATTTCAGGGGTAATATGGAGATTTGACAGGATTATTGGGTAACTATTTGTTTCTAAATATCCCGATTAGTTATTGACCGGTTAAGGCTAAGACTACTGTGTGCCCTATTAATTAAATAGAAAAACAAGCATGACGTTATATATGCATTTTCTAAGTTGGATCTCGGCTTAGGATGAGTACTAAGTATTGAAGATTACTGGCTTCTTGTTTTTTGAGAATTTGATGATCTATCTGCGATTAATGAATTTCCTACCTAGTATTTGTATTGGACTTGCATTACATTTAGTCTTCTTTCTTTCCTCTTATCGCGTTCAAGTTTTTGCAGCGAAAATAACAGGATGGTCAATTAGTAAATCTGGTATGTTAGATTTTGATGTATCTAAGAATGTAACAGTACGACCTTCATCATTTCATAGTAGCTCCAGTAAAGGGGGAATATGGCTTGATTTTCACGGCGTTCATTTACCCACAAAAAATATAAGAGGCCGTGGACCTATTAGAGCAGTACGTCTTAACAGAATCAATAGACAAACCAGTCGGTTAATAATTGATTTTGCCCCAAAACTCAAAGTTAATACGCAAAGACTACGTTTAACTAACTTCATTAGAAATCGATGGAGATTAATCTTAATAGGATTGCCGACAAGTAGTATTAATACATCGCGAAGTGTAAAATCTCAATCGAGACCTCGTATTATTAGTACCACTAGTAAAACACGAAAAAAAAATCGGATAATAATAGATCCTGGTCATGGAGGACCGGATCCTGGTGCTATTGGACTGAATGGTTTAAGAGAGACGGATGTTGTCTTACTTTTATCACTGTTGGTAGCACAATTACTGCAGGACCAAGGATTTCAAACCATACTAACGCGTACTTCAGAGATTGATGTCGACTTACCTCGAAGGACTGGTATGGCCAATCGGCTTAAGGCTAGTATCTTTGTTAGTATACATGCAAATGCCATAAGTTCAGCTCGCTCAGACATTAATGGTATTGAAACTTTTTATTACGAAAATTCTTTGTCTTCCACATTGGCGGAAGAGATACAACAATTTATATTAACCGCATCTCCTCAAACAATTAGTCGTGGAGTTCGTAAAGCACGTTTTTTTGTAATACGCCGTACATTCATGCCTTCAGTACTCGTAGAGACTGGGTTTCTAACAGGGAGTTTAGATAGTCTAGATTTAGCAACGTTTGAGCATCGACAACGAATAGCCTTAGCTATCACAACCGGTATTTTAAGCTACATAAAAAAAGAGTTATGAATCAAGTAAAACTTGGACTCTTTGACAGTGGGGTAGGTGGACTAACTGTTTTATATCAATTGCTTAAACGACATCCAAATCAACATTGCATTTACTTAGCAGACACCGCTAGAGTTCCTTATGGACAGCGTGACGCTTCTGAAATCCGATCTATTGCTGGTGAGGCTATATGTTGGCTTAGGCAGCAGAAGATCGATGCGTTGGTAATGGCATGTAATACAACCAATGCAGTAGCGTATGACGTCGCAGTAAGACTTGCAGACGCTCCAGTATATGGACTAATTGATAGTGCTGCTCGATGTATACAATCTAAGAGAGTTGGGGTTTTGGCAACAGCTGCCACTGTCTCTAGTCGTGCTTATACCTTACAAATACACCGATACTCTTGTTGTACTGAGGTTATAGAGCAAGCTTGCCCAGATTTTGTACCATTAATAGAGAAGGGAAATCTTCAAGATCCTCAGATCTTGCTATCGGCTAGGTCTTATCTAGCCCCTTTATTAGCCGCAAATGTTGAGACTATAGTATTAGGTTGTACCCACTATCCTATACTAGAGCCATTACTTCGTCAATTGTTACCTTCTCATGTAAATTTAGTAAATCCAGCTTGTGCACTATCAAGTCGATTAGACCAAATTTTTGGCTCTCCTACGGTTAAGAAGGCGCCTTTTACTAATTTAACTGAAAAAGATCTGTTCTTTAGATCTCTATTCTATGTTACTGATTCATCGGAATCCTTTGCTGAAGCAGCGACATCTTATCTTGGTTACAAGCCTCGAGTTGAATTAATAAGTCTGCAATCAGAGTCCCGTTCCATCTAAGATCAGAAAGCAGGGGGGTGTTATGGCAACGATAGTAAAGCTGCTTAAGCCAGTTGAGTCAGATCTCGAAGCATTGCTTAGTGATCTAAGGAACTTGATTGGTGCAGATCACCCAATCCTCCAAGCAGCCGCGGAACACTTGTTCAGCGCAGGAGGAAAAAGGATTAGGCCTGGCATTGTCTTATTGCTTTCGCGGGCTTTAAGCCCTACTGGTGAGTTGTTTCCACGTCACAGGCGATTAGCAGAAATTACGGAAATGATCCATACGGCATCACTTGTTCATGATGATGTAGTTGACGAAGCCGCCACCCGTCGTGGTGTTGAAACGGTCCACAGTCGTTTTAATCATCGAGTTGCTGTATTGGCTGGAGATTTCTTATTTGCCCAGGCCAGTTGGCATTTAGCTAATTTGGACAACTTGGAAGTAGTCAAGTTACTTTCGCGAGTCATCATGGACTTGGCCGACGGGGAAATGAAACAAGGTTTATTTCGATACGATACAAATCAAGATCTAGATACATATATAGAGAAAAGCTATTGTAAGACAGCCTCTCTCATCGCGAATAGTGCTCGAGCTACTGGTGTATTGATAGGATTAGAAGAAGAACGTTTAGTTAACCTTTATCGTTTTGGGAGACAGTTAGGATTAGCGTTTCAAGTTGTAGATGACATCCTAGATTTCACTGGTAATGATGAACAATTAGGTAAACCAGCCGCCAGTGACCTAGCTTCAGGTTACTTAACGGCTCCTGTTCTATACGCACTTGAAGAAAAACCAGCTCTAGCTGCCTTGATTCAGGGGGAATTTATTCAAGGCAATGACTTGGAACAAGCCCTAGAATTAGTTCGTAGTAGCGAGGCTATTGATCGATCGAGAATGCTAGCTGAAAAGTTTGCTCAGGAAGCTCGACAGTCTATTGAATGGTTACCACCATCAGAGGCTTGTACCGCTTTGCTCCGTATGCCAGAGTTTGTCCTTAGTAGGCTTTATTGAATTGAACTTATTGAATAGTTACCGTAATGAGATATGGTCTATACGGGTAAGCGCCTTTACTTTCTCCCGGAAATCATCGCCTCTTTGTTCAAAGTTTTTATACTGATCAAAACTAGCACATGCTGGAGAAAATAATACAGCTTGACATTGGCATCGTAAAGCAATGGAGAGTGAAAGAGGTACTGCTTGTTCTAAGTCAAGGCAAGAATGTACTTCTCCTTTATATTGATTAGTTTCGAGTAACATCGAGAATTCTCCTCGTGCTTCCCCAAACAGAATGATCGCTCTAGCCTTCAATCGTAGTTGTTTAATCCAATCTTTGGAAGATCCATATTTTGCTTGTCCTCCAGCTATAACAACCATTGGTTCTTTAACAGCTTTTACACCAGATTCCGCAGCGTCAAAATTTGTCGCTTTAGAGTCATTATAAAAACAGATTCCTTTATAGCGTCGGATTAATTCAAGTCGATGAGGTACGCCTGGAAAACAACGAAAGGCTTTTTCGATAAGCGCAGGTTCTAAATCTATTTGCATCCCTACGGCCGTTGCCATTAATAGATTCTGTTGATTGTGATCTCCCAGCATTGCAAGGCAATCTGTAGAGAATAATGGTCCTTGCTGAGTAGTCACTTGACCCGCTTCAATCCATAATGTTGGTTTTATATACCCGGGCAGAGAAATAGTAGGGTCAGTTGTAACCCAAGTTGCCTGAGGCCACATACTTGCAGATGCTCTTAAATCTGGATCATTTCCATTGAGGATTTGATGGCTCGCTTTTTCTACTAAAGAACATTTGATCAATCGGTAATTAACTAGTGTTCCATGACGTTCCAAATGATCAGGTGTTAATGTTGTCCAAATTGCAAATTGAGGCTGCAAGGCTGGCGCTGACTCTATTTGATAACTACTTAACTCAACTACTAACCAATCAGGGAGGGCAGAGCCTACGTTTTTTCTAGATAAAATAACTTCATTCACTGGTATTCCAATATTTCCACAAATAGGAGCATCGAAGCCAGTATAAGAAAGGATATGACCCACTAAGTGAGTTACGGTAGTTTTACCATTAGTTCCCGTAATAGTAATCCATGGAGTTCTTCCACAGGCTTCCCACGCTAGAGTTGTGTCACCACATATAGGTATATCTTGCTCTCTACAGTAGTTCAATGCTGGATGATTCCAGGGAATTCCTGGGCTTGTAATTATTCTCGTTAACGGAAGAAATTCTTTAAGAGAAGAGTAATTTAGCGATACTCCTAAACGTACTGTGATGCCTTCTTTAAGTAAATCTCTAGCAAGCTTGCTTAACTGAGTACCATTCCGCTCTTCTAAAATCACGACTTGCTTACCCTGTTTCATTAACAGGCGGGCAGCCGTTATCCCAGACTTACCAAGACCGAGAACTACAACGAAGGCCATCAGAGGAGTAGTGCTCTGAAAAACTAATCAAGAATGAATAGAGAAAATGGGCGATACTGGACTTGAACCAGCGACTCCTACCGTGTCAAGGTAGTGCTCTACCTCTGAGCTAATCGCCCACACCTTCTCAGTCGATAAATTTTAGCAATTCATCTGCCCAGTTCAAGAGAGTTTCTTAATTAGAAGTAAAAATGCGGTTTAATTGGGTTTTGGTTATACCATTGCTGTTGAGTATTTTTATGTAACCTATACATGTTTTGCGTTGCTCTGACTATTTTTTGACTATACGCTCAATCTGTTGAATTCTACAGACAATGTTAGAAATCTCAGAACTAAGTATCACTTAAACGAATTAATGCCTGCGGACGTGATTTTTGCAATAAAGACCAGGGTATATCAATTCCAGTTGGTGTTTCAATTAGTAGTAACCAACTCCCTTCTTGAAGGCGATTCCTTATTGTACGAATGCTATCATCATTATCAGAGCTGACACTAGCAGCTGCAACAAAGCTACCCATTAGACCAGAACCAAGACCTAAGCCACCACCAATCAAGTGTTCTCCAAAGGGACCAACAAAAGAAAAAGTATTTATATCGGCAATATACGTGAAGGTAATTCCGGCGAGGAAACCAAAAGGCATTAACCATAAGGCCATTTGTTTCTGACGCTTACGACGTTGTAAGTCAGGACTAAGTAATTCAATTTGATTGATATCGGTCTCGCCCATTCCAATAGGCGTCAGCTTCGTAAATGGTTGCACTTGAAGTCGTAGTTCCTTTTGCAGGGTTTCTAGCTGACTATGACGGGCAAAAACCACCACGCAAGTTGCCAAGGTACCATCGCAGAACATCATCTCTTAAGGTTACTTGTAAGTTCCCAGCTGGTTATTATGAGATAACGTAGAAAATACATTAAATTAACAAAAGTTATGGTTTTCGGATATAAACCATGTTAATCATCCATCCTTCGATTTGCCTGATACGGAAAAAACCTTTTCTAATCTTCAAGATACAATCTTCCAATCTTGTTATCTTTTATTAATTGATAATTTAGATATATCTCAATAATAAACTTGTGATTTCGAAATCATAAGTTGAACTCTCTTGCAAAATCCTATGCACAATCACGGTTGGTGGCAATTAGAAATGATTGTTCCTCGAGAATTGGAGGAGTCATTAATTTGGAAGTTAGATTCACTGGGTATTGACAGAATCGCAATTGCTTATAGTCCAGAGAATCCTAATGATCTTCAATTATTAGCGTGGTTGCCAATAGTCGATTGGCCTGATTCAGAGAGAGAGTTATTAAACTTTATTGTGGCCGATATAGCTGCAACATTTTCCATATCCTCTCCAGATATGATCTGGAGTCAAACAGTAAATGAAGATTGGAGTCGAAAATGGAAGGAAAATTGGCAACCTGACCGAATCGGGAATTATTGGTTGATCATACCAAGCTGGTTTGATTCTTCCCAGTTATTATCTGGTAATCATGCACTTCGTCTCGACCCAGGCAGTGCATTCGGTACAGGCAGTCATCCTACTACTCGCCTTTGTCTTGAAGCCCTAGAGAAATTAAATTTACAGAAAATGCGAGTTGCTGATCTTGGTTGTGGCAGCGGGATTCTTAGCTTAGGAGCACTATTATTAGGTGCTACGACTGTAGTTGGATGCGACACGGATCCATTAGCCGTGAAAGCTACTTACATGAATATTGCCCTCAATGGCTATGTAGATGAATTGAAATTTCAATTTGGTCTGGGCTCTATAGATACCCTGGCAGAATTATTGCTTGGTGAACCTGCGGACTTACTATTGTGTAACACTCTAGCATCTGTTATTATTAATGTTTCCCCCCTGTTTGATTATGTTATTTCACCCAATGGTAGAGGACTTCTGAGTGGTTTACTATTAGACCAGATAAAGACAATAACCAAGCAACTAGAATCACTAAATTGGCAAGTAAGATTAATTAATACAAAAGGCAAATGGGGATTACTAGAGATTCACAAATGAATCGGCGTTACATAAAGCATACTTATCAGTGCCTCGTGTTTGATTGGTCTTCCTCGGGAAGCCGCAATACTGGTCAATTAAAGTCGCCTGGCCGCTGTAGGAAGGTGCCGTCCTATGGGTCTGGCTTGTCCAGATACATCTCTTAAAATGGCTTCTTACAAAGTCACTCTCATCAACGAAAGCGACGGTCTTAACAAAACCATCGAAGTTCCTGATGATCAGTACATACTCGACGCTGCAGAAGAACAAGGAATTGACTTGCCTTATTCCTGCCGTGCGGGCGCTTGTTCCACATGTGCTGGAAAAATCACAGCCGGGACTGTTGACCAATCAGACCAAAGCTTTCTTGATGACGACCAGATTGAAGCTGGCTTCGTTTTAACTTGTGTGGCTTATCCTACTTCTGATTGTACTATTAAAACTCACGCTGAAGAAGAGCTTTATTAAGACGCAAGTCTAAAGCACCTTCAGTTTTTGTTTAAGATTTAAACTAACCACCCTTCGGGGTGGTTTTTCTTTGGCCTTTTAATTTTATAGTTAATGTTGACCATGAGAAAATATTGTCAGCCTTGTTGCAAGTCGGTAAACAAAGTTCATTCTGCATATTAAGAAAAACAATGAGTTATGGTATTCAGCAAGTCAACTTCTCAGCCAGTAAGACATATACTCCCAATCCATTACGAACAGGTACTATACACCCGAGTGCCGGTGGACAACACAGCTTTAAGGTCTTAGGACCATGTTGCCAAGTATTTGATAGAGAAGCCTTACCTTGGCCATGCTGTCGGTTAGCTTGGCACACGAAAGAACCTAGCTGGAGACGTGTAGGTCCGCGATTTGTTGCGGATCAAGGAGCAAGACGTTGTCCTTCATATGCTGTTGAATTATTACAGCCAGGATCGAGACCTATGTTTACCGTAATCACTCTATTTGTGCAACCCCTTAGCGCTACATTACAAGAATGGTGGTACAGTAGACAGCAATCATCAATTTTGATTAACGATATACCTGAAGGTATAAGTTTTGAATAGATAGTTTTATGTATAGATGTAATTAAGATTAAATTGGCTAGAAAGAGTATTACAACTCTTATCTAACCAAGTTACGTTTTTCGGTTTCTCTAGAAGTAGATTTTCCCTCCACCCCACTGCATACCTTGGACCTTAGGCGCTACTAATATGTAACCAGCCATCAGTCTAAGATCTTCTTCATCAAGATCGCGCATTTGAACGAATAGATCGCTACTGCTAAGACTTGGATGAACATCTGCTATACTGTACTCCCCGTCATAGGAAGTTGGGTCTTTCATATAATCAACTAGAGTCTCTACTGAATTCCGAGGAGGTGTAGCTAAGGCAAGCGTTTCAGGATCAAGCCCAACGTTATGGTTGGTTTTTGTGATACCTCCAGCATGGCAAGTACCACAGCTCGAATTGAAGATCTTGCGGCCACTCTTGATCTCCTCTTCGGTAAAAGTTACCGGAGTGCCATCTGGATCATTTGGTACCGTAAGAGTGGATGCGTCCCACAGCGCAGCATTAGCAGGAGCACTGCAGTAGACTAGTGCCGCCATTGGAATCACCAACAGCATTCGAAGGATCGTCTGCCGAGCGGAGGAAAGAAAGGAGGCCATGAAAAAAGCCAATCGAACGGTGGCGAACACCACGCCACAGCTCTTGTATCACGGGGAGATGACTCTCCGGCGGCGAATCACAAACTGTTGCAAGGCTGATTGAAGTATTTCAGGCTGTAGGATTACAAATCTGACGAAGAAGAAACTTTCGGAATTATCTCAAAACTTAAAAAGTCCTTAGCAAGGAAAGTACTAGGGAAAATAGCTTTAGCTTCATTAAGTAAGTCAGCAGGCGTTAAGGTATTACCATGAGCATAGCGAGGACTTAAATGGGTTAAGACCAGCTGTCCTACTTTTGCTTCAGCGGCTGTCTGAGCTGCCATAATTGTTGTGGAGTGTTGTCTCTGATAAGCCATTTCAGTTTCACTATGTGCGAAGGTAGATTCATGGATTAATAAATCGGCTCCCCTCGCTAAATTAATGGCTGACTCAGTAAATACAGTATCCGTGCAATATACAAAACTATACCCTGGCTTCTGAGGTCCACACAAGGTACTCCCCTTGATAATCCTACCATCTGCCAGTATGATTTCATGACCAGCTTTTAAATCAGCATAAATAGGACCTGGGGAAATGCCTAATTCTCTAGCTTTTGCAATATTAAATGTGCCCATCCTAGGTTTTTGGTCAATCCGGTACGCATATGCAGGTATACGATGACTTAAGAGAGCACATGTAACGACAAACTCCTTATCATCAAGTAGGACGATACCACTACTTGCAGCAGTATGCACTCTATGTGTTCGTAATGGATATCCTATACGAGTAGAAGATGTACGAAGGATACTCTCCAGATAATCTCGTAACGGATCAGGTCCATAGATATCTATTCCTCCACAATTACCAGCTAATCCTAAACTAGCTAATAGACCTGGTAGCCCAAATATATGATCACCATGCATATGAGTTATAAAAATGCGACGAAGCTGAGAAATTCGCAGTTCACTCCGTAAAAATTGATGCTGAGTCGCTTCGCCACAATCAAAGAGCCATAGTTCAGAACGCTGTGGTAAACGGACAGCTACAGAAGAAACATTACGAGCCCGGGTTGGAACACCGGAGCTAGTACCTAGAAAGGTGACTTGCACGGTGACTAATGATTGCACTTCATACTGACATGTTGTTCTTTCATTCCGCTCATTCAGTCGTAGGATTGTTTTATTTTATAATTGTAGTTACGTACCTAAACAAATCACACGTTTACTTTACTTTCCAGGACTTAAAACTATTTTAGGGTGAACTATATCGTCTTTCATAAAGGCAATACCAGCCATTTCATCATTTGGAGCAATGATCATTAAGTCGAGGTAAAACTTCATATCATTGTCTTGCGATCGCCTATATACATGATTTATTTTCGCATGTTGAACAAGAAAAGGAAAGGTCCTTCCAGATTTCCAGGCACGATATTCATCCTCTGTTAAATCATACGAGCTCAGGTGCTGTAGGGCTTGGGTAGGCGTGACTAATTTTGGTAATATCCCCTTAGTAAGAGTATCTAGAAAGACTGCATGATCTAAATGAAATCCTTGAGCTTCAGTTCTTTGGAGCCAAGATAAACAGCCTCCACATCCCAATACTTTTCCGATATCTCGAGCCAAAGAACGAATATAAGTACCTGAGGAACATGAGATATTAAGTCGTAGGCGACCTGTATGTTGTTCCCAATGCTTTAAGTCCAAGCCGTATATTCTTATTACCTTAGTAGGCGTAATTACATTTTCGCCTCGACGTGCTCGAATATATGATCTTTCGCCATTAACATGTACAGCTGAGATCTGAGGCGGTTGTTGTTGTATTACACCTATAAATTTACTTAAAACTTTCTGAATTTCATATACATTCAACTGTGGCACAGTTGCATTACTGATAATTTCACCTCTTAAATCGTCGGTAGTTGTAACTTGTCCCAGCTGTATTTCTCCAGCATAGGACTTCTTTTGTGGTAAGTACGGTAATAAACGTGTAGCAGGACCAATGCCAACTGTTAATACACCTGTAGCATCTGGGTCAAGCGTACCTCCATGCCCAACTCGTTTCAACTTATAAACTTGTCTTATTCGGTCTACACATTGATGCGAGCTACAGCCAGCAACTTTGTTTATAATTAGGAAACCGCAAGGCATTACCAAGTTCATCATAAGATAACGTTCGTGTAAGAACCGTTTTCAATTGACATGTGAATACGCTTAGATGTGACTTGCGATTAGCCTCTATGCATATTCAACAACGGCGTGAATTTGCATTCTTAATATTAGCTGGTTTATTTTTAGGAACTATGGGGATGCTAAATATCCTCGGCGTTACACGTTTTCTTTATCTTGGATCTATAGGAAGTATGCCACTCATAGTTGCTGTTGGAGCTCTTCCTTATCCTCTCACTTTTCTCTGCACAGATCTCATCAGTGAAATATGGGGTGAGTCTAAAGCTGGACAATTAGTTTGGATAGGATTTATAGTCAATTGTTGGATAATACTCATACTTTGGCTCGGCGGTATATCTCCTGGACTAGATGGGTTTAGTGGATTTCAAGGGTTACCATTAGCAGATACTACAAGTCCCATGCCCACTTTCTATGAGATACGCCGTTTAGCTTTTGGTAGCGCTGGAGCTTCTATGATAGCATATCTAACTGCACAATTTATTGATGTTCGTCTTTTTCATTACTGGAAGAATCTTACTAAAGGAGAAGCTCTGTGGCTACGTAACAATGGTTCCACGCTAATTAGTCAACTAGTTGATACAACTGCTGTAGTGTTGATTAGTCATTTTACCGCCCATATTCTGCCTATAGATGTTGATCAACCTTTACTTCCACAATTAGGAACATATATTTGGAGTGGCTATTTATTTAAAGGACTTATTGCTCTTGCAGATACAATACCATTTATCTTAATGACAGGATGGCTGCGTTGTTGGTTAGAAGTTCCTGGAATAGGAGCCGAAATACCAACTGACGATCTATCAATTGTTGAAACTTAATTCGTCCTTATAAGCTACTGCGACACGTTAAAAGATGTATACTTCCATCTGGGCTAGAATGTCAATGATTAAAATTCTAATGACTTGATAAAAATCAATTAAAATGTATTTAGTTCCAGTAACGCCAGACACGGGTAGTGGAACCCAACATTAACTAATGATGACACTAAACATCTCGACATTGCAAGGGAAATATACAATACTCTCTATTTACAAGGTAACTTTGTATGTAAATATTCTCTCAAATTTTGGAAGCAAAATAGAGGAATGATGTAACTCGGTAGAGTCAGTCTTAATTTTCTCTATAGAAATACCCTTGATTATGTTAATCACTTTTATATTTATACAGTTCTCCTCCTCTCTTAGCACTTCTTTAAAAATTTTAGACGGGAATATTTATTGCCTCTTGACTGTTCAATTTTAGAGGAAAGGTTTTGTGGCACCATTTGAATCAAATCTTTAAAAGCATCTTAGTATTTATCTTCTTAACTAGTCGTGTCTATAAGCTATCTCGTGAAAAAATTCACTAGAGTACTCAACTGTAAGTGGATGATAAGGTTAAGATTGATTTTATTCAATTTAATTGTTACCGATAACACTAACAGACTTACGATTACGAAGATTACGTCGAATAGTTTTAAAGACTATAATCCCGTCAGTCAAGGCAAATAGAGTATCATCCTTTCCCTGTCCCACATTTTGACCAGGAATAATTGAGGTACCACGTTGACGCACGAGTATAGATCCAGCTGTTACTGTTTCCCCACCGTATGCTTTAATTCCTAGTCGTTTAGCATTAGAGTCCCGCCCGTTTCTTGTAGAACCTGTACCTTTTTTATGAGCCATGAGAAAAATAAAGTGAAAGAGAGGAAAGTGAGTCTATGGATTAGGAGATTGCGTTACCATCTATTGAAATTGATTGAACCATTACACGAGTTAAGTTTTGGCGATGGCCATTCTTACGACGTGTTTTCTTCTTCGGTCTCATTTTATATACAATTAACTTAGGACCCCGACGATGAGTCATAACTTCTAATTTTACTACAGCGTCTTTAATATACGGCTGCCCTAAGATAGTTTCTTTAGCATTTTTAATCAGAAGTACATTGTCTAATGTAACCACTTCACCTAGTTTTGCCTGTAAACGATCTAAATCATAATAGCGACTAGGCTGTAACCAAAATTGTTGACCTGAAGTTTCAACAATTACGTAAACATCAGGATTAATGGTGGTGCTCATGGGCTCTTGGGGCACAGCCAAATTGACGGAAACCCCGCCATCTAGGCCAAAGTGCAATGATTGGAACATAATGCAAGATTATACCCCAGCACCCTTCCATGGATGAGTTGTCGTTCTTGTGGAAAACGCTCTACGGAGCATAATTCTTCTTTCTATCTATCCTCTAGACTAAAATAGAAAACTTCATCCCAAAATACCTTTGCCATGGCGTAGTATATGACCTCTAACTCGACTGTCCAACAAGTGTAAATATCGATTTATACCTTATGTTAAATGAAGCATTTAGTATAAGGTATCATATTCAGCTTCTGATCCGAGAGCTCATTATCTTATTTCAATAGGTCTCCAGCCAAATAAACGAGGAGGAGTATAAATGAACAATTCAGCTTGTACATTATTTGGAACATCCTCTCCAGGAATTAAGTCAAACCAAAAAGTAGTTCCGATACCCGGTTCACTTACAACTTTGATTAAGCTATTGTGCTTCTCGACAATACCACGAACAATAGAAAGACCTAATCCAGTTCCTGTCTCGGTATGCACGGAGTTTTCTACTCGATGGAAGCGCTCAAAGATATGCATTTGATCTTGTAGTGAAATTCCACAGCCTGTATCTGCGATTTCTACACGTATACGAGAGATATTACTATTACCCTTATTAACTGACATAACGTGGGTTGGTATCAATCGCGAGAAAACACCAAATTCAGGCCATAAATAGGTTCTTAAAATTAAACGACCACCATTCTCCGTAAATTTAAGAGCATTACCAACTAAGTTATTGATAGCTTGTAAAAGAAGATCCCAGTTTCCTAATATTTTTAACTCACGATTGTAAGCATCAAGAACTAATTCCACACCTTTATCTTTTGCATTGAGACGATAATTACGTAAGGTTTGATCTATGGCTGGTTTTAATTCCATGGCTTCTAAACTTACTACTCTTCCGGATTCCAATCGGGATAAATCTAAGATATTATTGACTAACCTCGTCAGTCGATCTGTTTCCTCATTAGCAATACACAAGAATTCATTTTTTTCACTTTCACTGAGTTGATCTTTTAAATCATATAATGTTTCAACATAGCTTTTAATATTAAAGAGAGGTGTCCGCAACTCATGAGAGACATTACTAATAAATCGAGTCTGAGCAGCATTCAACTCTACTTCGCGTGTAAGATCTTGTACCGTCATTGCTATACCTTTAACTGTTACACTACTGGCGTCTTTAACAGATTGCAGTACTATACGCAAAGTTCTTGCTGGTTTACCTGATTTACAACGTAAGTCAGTAGTATCCTTAACTCCATTAACTAAGGCAGCCAAAGAGGGGCTTAATTCTGTTGCGAGTTTTTCTGGTAATTCTTTTACGAGATCTTGACCTTCTAGATTACGACCTTCCCAGTGAAATAATCTACGGGCAGTTGGATTTGCAAGAACTATACATCCCACTGAATCCAGTAATACTGCTCCATCTGCCATCGTGGCAATGAGAGACTGTTGTTTAACCTGAGCGGCAGTTACCTCTTCTATATTAGCTCTGTCATATGCCTCAAGCTGTGAGGCCATATCATTGAAACCATTTACAAGTTCACCTAATTCACCACCTACTGGTAAAACGATACGTGCTGCAAAATCACCATTTGCTATAGCACGAACCCCTCGTAGCAATTCCTTTACTGGATGAGTAATTGTAAGTGTATTGAACACGGCTCCTAAAATAACTAACACCCAAATGACAATAAATACTGCTACGGTTACTTCTCTCCTCAGATTTGCACTAGCAACAACAGCGTCATTTGGATTGATCCCTAATGCTAAAATACCTAAATAATGATCATTACTAATAATTGGTACAAATACATCCGTTACTTGTCCTTGAGGTGTTAAGTGTTGCCGAACAAGGGGATTTTGTGACCGTTGTTCTAGATTATTTGGTATGTCTAAACGACGACTAAGTAATAAATCGCCAATGCCTGGTGCTCCACTCATTGGAATACCAAGGTATACAGTACCATCAGGATTAGCAAAAAAAACGTAACGGAGGCTCCTGGTAGAACGCCAGAAACGTGCTGTCACTGATGCTAATTCTTCACGATTACCTTCCGCAACAAGCGGGGTTATATTGGCAGATAATAACAACCCTAAGTCACGGGCGAAACGAGTATCATTTATACGTGCGTCTGCCTGAATGCTACTCAGAGCAACAAAAGTTATACCGGTCATTGTTAAACTAACCACTAGTGTGGCTAGTGCTAATATTTTCGTTTGCAAGCTATACTCCGACCACCACATTAATATGTACTCTTTCCAGTTAGTAGGAAGTGATTTGTCAACAGTGACTTGAACCCAATCAGTAGGGTTGGGAGGCTTTTGAGTACTAGTAGTAGCCATTCCCAACCTTAGATCTGTCAACGAGGAGCCTAGGGATAATTTACCTAGCGAACTATATCGTGTCTAAAAGTGCAACCATCCAACCCAGATTTCTCTCATTTTTATATATCTGAGTCAACATACCAAAAGATGATAAAAGGATCAACCTCAAGAAAATTAATAATAATAGTCAAGTAGCGTTGTCAAGATCTCCTAAAGGCTGAGCATTGAATGGTTTAATGTCAAGCATTGATACAAAAGGATCTCTCACTAAGTTTCATGTGATTCTCAAGTGGTATAGTAATGTTTATTAATGAGTCTAGGATTTTGATGACTATTTCATGACTTTTCCTAATCTGGTTAAATTTGATCTTAAAATAAAAAGGATTTAACTTTGATTGATTTCCCTAAAACTGAGACATTACTCTCTAGTGAACAAATCTTTAATTTGTTACCACATCGCTATCCTTTTGCTTTTGTGGACCGTGTGATTGAACATGTCCCCGGGGAAAAAATAGTAGCTGTTAAAAATGTTACTATCAACGAGCTTCATTTTCAAGGACATTTTCCTGGTCGCCCAATAATGCCGGGAGTACTTATAGTGGAGGCGATGGCTCAAGCAGGTGGTTTAATCGTTACACAAATACCAGAATTTCCTAAAGGTTTATTTGTATTCACCGGTATAGATAAAGTAAGGTTTCGTCGTCCTGTAACACCTGGAGACCAATTAATAATTACATGTAACTTAATAAGCGTTAAGCAACAGCGTTTTGGGAAACTAAAAGCTGAAGCAGTCGTTAACGATACTCTTGTTTGTTCTGGGGAACTTATGTTCTCCTTACTAGATAAACCAGGTGACTAGCTTTGCTCGAGATTCAGACACTTAAGAATTTGTACACGGCAAAAAATATCACGTAGAGACTAAAGTGGAAAACAGTCTCCATGTAATCAGGTCTGCCAATGAGAAGCAAAGAATAATCCGAATAGATTAAACAGCACTATTGGCACAAATCCAGTTTACAAGCGTACGTACCCCAAAACCTGTAGCACCAGGAGGATCTTGATTGCGGCCTCTATCACTCCAAATAGTACCAGCAATATCCAGGTGAGCCCAATCAGTTTCATTAGTAATGAATTCTTTTAAAAATAGAGCAGCAGTAATAGAACTGCCTGGTCTAGCTCCTGTATTCTTCATATCAGCGATTGTTGACCGCAAACCTTGTTTATAGGGAGTATGTAAAGGCATTCGCCACAAAAGCTCACCGGCTTCAAGCCCAGCATCTACCAATTGGGAGGCTAATTCATCATTCGTAGACCATAGTCCAGCAATTTGATCACCCAGGGCTATAACACAAGCACCTGTTAAAGTAGCAATATCAACAACGGCGTCTGGTTTTAAGCAACAAGCATAAACCAAAGCATCGGCAAGTGTAAGCCGACCTTCAGCATCTGTGTTATTTACTTCGATAGTTTTACCATTAGATGCAACTAGTATGTCTCCTGGGTGAATAGCCGAACCACTAATCATATTTTCACAAGCTGCTATTATCATATGAACTTCTACATCTTTTGGTTGTAGCTCGCCAATTGTACGCGCAGCACCGAGTACTGCCGCACTACCACCCATATCGTATTTCATCATCTCAATCTGAGATGTACCTACTTTTAGGTTATATCCACCCGAGTCGAAAGTAACACCTTTACCAACTATGGCGAGTCTTCTCTTGACTGCCCCTTGAGGATAGTAGGTCAAATGAATGAATTTTGGGGCCGTAATAGCTCCTTGTGCTACACCCAGATAAGATCCCATTCCCAGCGCTTCACACTCACTCCGTCCAAGAATTTTCAATTCTAATCCAAAATCACGAGCTATATTCTCAGCTGTATCAGCTAAGGTTTGAGGTGTTAACTTATTAGCAGGTGTGGCAACCAATTGACGCGCAAGTTCTACACCACTACATATTGATGAGGCTAAATCCACACCAGTAGCTAGTGACGTAGGGAATCCAAGGATCTCTACAGTTTTTGGTAATAGCCGAGGTTTATTATGACTTCGAAAACGTTGATCACTATATAGACTTAAACGGAGAGATTGAACAATAGCAACAACTGCGTTTAGAGGATCTAACTTTTGAATAGGTAAGTATATCCCAAAAGTTCCATGGTCGCCGATCATTTTAGAGCTAATTGAACTAATACAATCACGGATAGCTTGAATGCTCAATTCTGTAGATTGACCAAGGCCTATGAGTATTATTTTTTTGTAAATAGACTGGAAGCATGATAATGATTCAATCTCTCTTCTTTTTCCTGAGAACTTTAATATTGCTGAAGAATCAGCAAGAACACTACCAAAGCGTTTATGTAGTTCCTGACGATCATTTTCATTGTCGTCTTTAAAGAGGCCAATTACCAGAGTATCCCCGCTCCAACTCGAAAGAGTTTCCGTACTGAGAAGAATCTGCATTAAATTTTGGATAGAGCCATAATGATAGCGAGGTTGATCGAAATGATTAATAAATAAAGGTATTATACCATCTTTGATAAATTACCTTATTGAATCCTGGTCGCCAAATATCAATTAAGATTTCTTCTATAAATCGACGTTTGACTTTGTTATTAGGAACATCAGTCCAGAAACGAATAGTTAAATTTTCTTGTAATTGCCCATGGTAAACAGCTTCACTATAAGCCGCTAAGTAATTCTTACAAGCGTGATTGCCTTTCCAACGTTTCTCAGCCTGACCGGTTTCACCAATATAGAGTAAGATTGGGGAGTCTAGATGTGGAGGATGATCAATTACAAAGTAAATAGCCGGACCATAACAAATCTTGCTAGGCCAGTACCAAAAATTTAAGCGCTGAGGACTAATGCTAAGTAAGTTTAAAGAGCTAGCATAATTATGAATTTTCTCTAAACAGTACGGATCTTCATAAGCTAAGCATTGTGGTTTAAGCAATCTTTTCTCGTTGAACAGTGGCTGTTGATATTTCACGAGATGGTTTTGCCATTCAATTAATCTTTCTCCACTTATGAATGCAAGATTAGAAGCTACGTCATTTATCATAAGAGAAGTAATCCTTGGAAATTACAATGGTTTACGTTTTAGGAGAATTAAGATAAAAAGTAACATATACTTAATCTCATTAACTTATGCTTTATCCACAGATCAGCAAATTCATACTTTATTATCCTATAAGTATCGTGGGACTGAGAAAAATAGTCTATGATTACTTTAAGGGTATTACTGTATCAAAGTTGCAAATCTGCATCCGAGAGTTTCTCGATATCTACTTTTTATAGGTTGATAGGTTTCAAGGATGTAGCTTCTAGTATTAACTGTTATTTCAGGCTAGCAGTTAATCTCGAGGCTCCTCCACGATTTTGTCCTCTCGATTGTTAAGTATGACAGAAGAAATTAATAGCCAAGTTTTACCTTCATGGTTAATGCGAGGAGTCTCTGATCTTTTTCCTTCGAGAAATGACAAAGACCCAAGTCATACGCTCCACACACGATTAAAAGAAGCAAAGCTAAAAAATAGGCCTTTACGTATCAAATTAGGTATTGATCCCACAGGTACTGACATCCATTTAGGTCATAGTATTTTGTTTCGTAAACTGCGTGTCTTTCAGGACGCAGGTCATGTAGCAGTTCTCATAATTGGTGATTTTACTGCTCGTATCGGTGATCCGACAGGTAAAAGTACTACAAGAGTTCAGCTTAGCTCTGATGATGTAAAATCAAATGCACAAACATATCTAAAACAATTAGGTCACGGTCAAACCAAAGAATACTCTTTACTTGATTTTGAAACTCCAGGCCGATTAGAGGTTTATTACAATAGCACTTGGTTAGAGAATATGTGTCTTCTGGAAATAATTAACTTACTCAGTACAGGAACAGTTGGCCAAATGTTAGCTAAGGAAGATTTTGGTAGTCGGTATAGTTCTGGTACACCTATTGCTCTTCATGAGTTCTTGTACCCACTCCTTCAAGGATATGATTCGGTTGTTGTTCGATCAGATATTGAATTAGGAGGTACTGACCAAAAATTCAATGTTGCAATGGGTCGTGATTTACAGCGGTACTATGGTCAGCGCCCACAATTTGGCTTACTGTTACCTATCCTCCCTGGTCTTGATGGTATACAAAAGATGAGCAAGAGCCTTAATAATACGGTTAATCTGAATGAGGACGCACTATCAATGTACTCCAAACTTGAAAAAGTACCCGATAGTGTTGTGGATCAATATGTTACCCTGTTAACCAATATAGATCTAGCTGATTTAACGGGGAGTCCTCGAGAACGTCAAAAAGCCATGGCCATTCAAATCACAGCCAATTGGCATGGTCTTAACGCTGCAACTATGGCCCAACAGAATGCAGCTAACCTTATCCTAAACAAGATTACAGATACTACACCGATAAATGTACCAGAAGTTTCTATTGCGCAGATTCAGTTCCCGACAAAAGCTTTCTATTTACTCAAAGCTATAAATATTTGTGATAGTAGCTCTGAAGCACGTCGACAAATTAAAGGAGGTAGCGTTAGACTAGATGGAGAAAAAATTCTTGACCCTGAAGAAGAATTTGGGACAGCAGAGGATATATCAGGTAAAGTTCTTCAAGTCGGTAAAAAGATATTTCGCCGACTAGTTTAATTATGCCCCAACCACAGTTATCTAAAATCAGTAACGAAGATAGTGTATCTTGGGCATCTGAGAGGATTATAGTGGCACTTGATGGTATGAACGAAAGTGATGCATTAAACTTTGTCTCTACAATACCAGCCTTGCGGTGGGTTAAGGTCGGTTGTGAATTGTTTACAATTGCTGGACCACATATAGTCCAAAAGTTAAGAAAGAAAGGTTTGCGTGTTTTCTTGGATCTTAAATTTCATGATATACCAACAACAATGGCTGGCGCGTGTAAGAGTGCAGCCCAATTAGGTGCAGAGTTAATTACAGTTCATGCTTCTGCAGGTAGTGAAGCACTGAAGAGTGCACAAGATGGTGCTATAGTAGGAGCGACAATGGCCGACTTACCTCAACCTACTCTCTTAGCCGTAACAGTCTTAACAAGCTGGGATACAGATAGTTTTGCTAAACAATTAGCAATTCAGGAACCAGTTGCTGACTATGTAGACCGTCTAGCTAGGTTAGCTGTACTTGCAAAAATAGGCGGATGTGTATGCTCTCCTTTTGAGGTAGGACGACTAAGATGCATATATCCTGAGCCTTTTAGACTAGTAACACCTGGTGTTCGATTAGATTTTTCTCCAGTTAATGACCAGCAACGAGTAAGGACTCCTTCACAGGCTTTACAATCAGGTGCAAGTCAAATTGTGATTGGTCGACCAATTACAACTTCCTTAAATCCAAAGCAAACTTTTCTAGAATATTGTCAAGCATTAACATGCTAGCATTAGCATGTATCATTTATCATTTATGAACTTAGATTGAGTTTTTACAAGAAAATTATAGCAACTCGGAATAAAGTTTTTCAAGGGCATCAATATTACGATTTATGGTATATCTCTCTAATGCTCTAGCACGAGCGCGATACCCTAATTCAGCCGTTAACATTGGCTGATCTCTTAGTACAGGCAGTAATACTTTTAATTGTCTAGTTACGCTTTTCGTGCTAATGACAATACCGGCACCTTTTTCCAAAACTTCTCCATCTGCTCCAGCGTCTGTAGCAACACAGGCTGTACCACTGGCCATCGCTTCTAATAATGCTAAGGATAAGCCTTCGACTAATGATGGCAATATGAACACTTCTGCCGCTTGAAGCAGTGCAACTCTCATGGCTTTATCTCCTTCATAGCCCCACCAATAAATATCTGTTTCTTCATTATTTAATTGCAGAGAACTACGAAGCGGACCATCACCTACAATTACAAGTTTACATCCATCCGGTCGGACAATACGCCAAGCTTGTAATAAAGCCTCTACATTCTTTTCAGTTGCAATTCGACCCATATAAAGGAAAACTCGACTTGGCCCAAGCCTTTTACGCACCCTTTTTAAAGCTGGTGATTCAGCTTCTGCACATGCTGGTATCCAACAATTAGTATCAATTCCATTGGGAATAACTGCTAAACGCTCAGCTTTTACACCTAGTCGACCTAACATTTTTGCTTGTAGGTCTGAAAATACAATCACCCGGTCAAAACGGGCTAAAGCTGGTGCATAGACTTGATAAGTAAGGTGTTGGGTTCCTGCAGTGAGATTTCGTAGACCGATGTCAAACGGTGGGTGAAAAGTTGCAACTAATGGAATCTTTAGTTGCTGACATAAATCAGGGAGACGAAAATCTAGTGGAGATAGCGTAAGGCTAGCATGAACCAAGTCTGGTCTCAAGCGTTCAAGTGATTCTCGTAGTTCACGTTGAGCACCAGGTGAGGGAATAGTGTATACTTGCGACTTCAAAAGATATGGCAGTATGATTTCCGGTTCATCATTATCTTGGAATCTAAGACCAGAACCGATTAATTCGCGCAGCGGTGGACTTGGTTGGGAGCGTCCTTGTGGAGTGTCAAAATGTATGAAACTAATCGGATAACCACGACATTTTAACGCACTAGTGGTAGATAGCCCATAGATAACATTTCCACAAAAAGGCGATTTTTTACCTATCCAGGCAATATGGGCCACCTGGCAGTGATTTTTCGACGGCAATTAACGCTAGCAGTGATGAGAAAGTCTTTCCAGGGGTTGAGTGAAGAAAATAAAATTTAGTCGGTTATCAGGTACGAGACCACAGGACCTTAAGTAAAGTTAGTAAGTTTTTCCAGGAAACGTTCTTACATGAATTCCTGTGACTCGTCTCCAATAGCTACACGAGTCGATGATTCTTTTTCCATATCATAGCCTAGTCATAGTATGAAAAATCATGAACTTCTCCGGAAAAATATTTATCATGCGAACACGTAAAGTTCGATGTAATTATATACAAGTTCGCAGTATTTCAAAAGATGAGATCCGCCGTGGTAAATGTGCTTCTATCCACAAACAGATAATGTCTAATAAATAAATCCAGGTATCTCGTGAACCTATTAATTTTCCGTTCGATAACCGAGGTATCATGGATCTATGAAGTTGTTGAAGAAGTAAAAATTCGGAAGCATTTAAGATGATACAGGTATCGTCGCATTTACCAAGCACAAATCCTTCATGTAATAAAAAACTGCACCGCCATTCTTCATTATAGCCCTCTAGGGGAGGTAACAATCGTTGACCCGTCCTTGCGCAGATGTGGATAGGAAGACAATAACCACCCAACATAAGTTGATGAATACTACTTTGAACAGCGATAGCTAAAGCTTCTATAGGACTATCAGGATTCCCAATAGTATTCTCCAGCCTTATGAACTGTAACATTATTTCCTCTTGCATCCCAATAATAGGTTCACTCAAGAGTTGCATACATAACTCAATTAATCCTTGAGCTGCGGAGAGAGTTTCCAGCTGTCTCACTATGGTACTAAAATCATATAATATCTGGACATAGCTAACCTTCATCGGCTCTAATGTTCTATATATATAAACTTTTAAGAAACAAAATGGCAGTATTAGCCTCGTTTGATTTTGTAGTTTGCGTCCATTCGGAACAATTAACCGAACTAAACCTTGTTTGTTGCTCAATAAAAATAATAACTGGTCGTTTTCTCCGAAGGATATTACTCTCAGGGAAAATCCAATTACATATGGCTTATTCATTACTGTATTATTCAAATAATACGATTCTTGAATGCTCTAATCAAGTCAAGACCTCGACTGGTCCCCAAGCGGCTTGCTCCAGCATCTAGCAACTCAAAACTAGTATCAAGATCGACAATACCACCAGCTGCTTTGATACCAGCCCGTCCCTTAGCTAACTGCGACAAATATTTAACATGTTGTGGTGTTACAGGTGGACCTAAACCGCTACTTGTCTTTAGGAAAGTAGCTCCTGCATCAATTGAAGCTTCTACAGCTAGCTGTAATAATTCACTTTCTAACCGAGCTACCTCTAGTACTACTTTCACTGGTAAACCCAAATCACATATTAAACCAATCTCATCGGCAAAAGAGTTAATATCGCCGTTGTTGAGAGCGCTATAGTTCGGAACTATATCTAGTTCATCGGCACCTTGCGCTGCCGCTTCTTCAGCTTCTGCTTGCTTAATTCTTTGAGATACGGACCCAAAAGGGAACCCTATCATAACTACGAGTTTTATACGGCCTTTACTGTCTAGTTTTTCTCTAGCTATTGAGACATCTCGTGAGGATACACAAACACCAGCAAAGTTAAAATACCGCGACTGATCACAAACATCTTCTACTTGGACTCGGCTTGCCATCGGGTTGAGGATAGCGTTTTCAATAAAAGGTGCGATATCTTCTAAGTATCTCATCAGAGTGTGAACATCTAAGAGTAGAGTAGCTCCTTAAGTCTCGTAATTATTTCCCCTCCGATCAATGAGTCTTCATAGACCAAGTTAACTGAGGATAGCGGGTAAGCGCAATATTTACCTTAATTAAATTTCAAAGGATTGAATTTATACATCCAGTATATTCTATGAGAAAAGGACTATTTTTGAATTTTAAGAATACAGTAACAAGAGAAAATCAATGTTCTTAAACAAAAAGCACGAGGTGATTCTATTTAAATTTGAGCAGCCAATTCCTTATTTACAAGCATGGGGCTGGCAAAATGAATGGCAAGAGCACTTAATAACTAATCAAGATGCTCCAGAGGCCATATGGTTTTTGCAGCATCCCCCTTGTTATACTGTCGGCCGCAATTCTAACCTAAATTTGCTTCATTTTAACGTTTCTATACCTCCAGAACCTTTATATCGTATAAATAGAGGAGGTGAAGTAACATATCATGGTTATGGACAATTAATGATTTATTTAGTGATAAATTTACAACGACACAGGATTGATTTACATCTCTACATTCGTACACTAGAGCAGACCATAATTGATACGCTGGCCTGTTTAAATGTGACAGCACACCGGGTTCATGGTTTAACCGGAGTATGGATACAAAATCAAAAGGTAGCGGCTATAGGGGTTGGTATAAGACGTTGGATTACCCAGCATGGTATTGCGCTTAATATAAAATGCAATCTTAGTAGCTTTCAGTCCATTACTCCTTGTGGCCTTATGATTCAATCAGTCGGTGAATTAGATGAATGGATTCCTACGGTTAATTTGACAGAAATTCAAAATCTGCTTCAGTACCAACTAACCCGAAATCTTTGCTTCAACTTTCGGCACCCGACTCTTGATGAAACATTTAGAAAATGATAAATCTCAATTCATTTGTTAATTGAGATTGTGGTTAAACAAGCATTGATCAGCTGGCATGGTGGCACCGAAGATCATCAATATCTTACTGATGAAACGCATTGGAAAAACTTATCAAATTTAGATCAGCTCTGGCCGCAGCTCTCACAATTTTATACGCAAAGCTTAGCATTAGTAGCTCCTCATACAAAAGTTGCTGAAAAATTCAATTATCATGAACTAGATCAACAAATACATCAAAGCTCAGCAGTATTTGCCCAGCTCGGTCTAGAGAGTAGGGATATAGTAGCATTATTTGCTGAAAATAGTCCACGTTGGTTAATAACCGATCAAGGATTAATGAGAGTAGGTGCAGCTGATGCTGTTCGGAGTATCAGTGCACCTACTCAAGAGTTGGTTTTCATAATTAACGATTCTGGATCAGTGGCTTTAGTGGTCGAATCCGCTAGCATATTAAAGAATTTAGATTTGAAAATTTCCTTGCTTTTTATACTTGTTCTTGAAGGTGAGGCGCCAGAATATGCAATAAGGTGGGAAAGTTTTGTTGCTCGCGGGCTGATTAGTAAATGTTTACCGCCTCTTCCATCTGATCCTCTTCGCTTAGCTACTTTAGTTTATACTTCTGGTACCACAAGTAAACCCAAAGGTGTACCGTTAACCCATTCTAATCTGATTCATCAAATCTTCTACTTAGGGACTATTGTACGACCTCGTAAAGCGGATCAAACAATAAGCATCTTGCCAATTTGGCATGCTTATGAACGTAGTATCGAGTATTTTCTTTTATCACGAGGATGTTGTCAAAATTATACAACTCTTAGACAATTACGTAAAGATCTCCAAAGTATACAACCAGCCTACTTACCAAGTGTACCTAGATTGTGGCAGGCTTTCATGGAAGGTTTTGAAGATACTCTTAAAAAACAGTATTTTTCACAACGTTCTTTGCTCAAGGCATGCTTAAAACTAAGTCGCTACCATCGTAATCGTAATCGATTAGCCTCCAATTTATCAACAGAACCCATTGTTGTAGGTAATCGAATTGTAGCCAGAATTGAAAGTGTATTATCTTGGTTACCTCATACTTTTAGTAGTCATGCGATTTGGCCAACGGTACGTCAACGACTCGTAGGTGGCTTTTTACGTACAGCCATTTGTGGTGGAGGTACATTATCTCATTACGTTGATAGTTTTTTTGATGCTATTGGTATTGAATTATTAGTCGGTTATGGCCTTACTGAAACTAGTCCGGTGTTAACTTGCTGCCGTGAGTGGGCTAATCGCCACGAAAGTGTAGGGTATCCATTACCAGCGACTGATATCAAAATAATTGATACCAAGACAAAAAAGCCTCTTAGCTGGGGAGAAAAAGGAAAAGTGTTAGCGAGAGGGCCTCAAGTGATGAAAGGCTATTTTCGTTATGGTCAAGAAACAAATAGCTTAATAGATAATGATGGATGGTTTGATACTGGGGATCTGGGCCAAATCCTATCTGATGGTTCTCTGATTCTGACCGGTCGATTTAAAGAAGTTATCGTTTTAAATAATGGGGAGAATGTAGACCCTGTGCCGCTTGAGGCATGTTTATCCGCTTCAGAATTAGTTGAACAGGTGTTAGTTATAGGCCAAGATCAACGATGTTTAGCAGCCTTAGTCGTATTAAAAGAGGAGGCGATAAACGGCTCTAATGTACTCACTGAAGTTAATACAAGTAGCCAATTAACTTTACTAAAGTCTATCAAAGAAACCTTGAATCGTATTTTAGCCGAAAGAGCTGGATCTCGATACGATGAGCGTCTAGGTGGAATAATTCTAGTAGATCCTTTTACTATAGAAAACGGATTACTGACCCAAACTCTTAAGCAACGTAGAGATAAAATCCTAGCTAGAAACCAGAAAGCAATCGATAAGCTATACGCCTCCTAAGCAATCACAAGCGTTTTATATGCTGAGTATTGACTATTTCACATCAGCCTGAGATTCTGTGAGGTAAAGAAGCTCCTCTATGATGAAAAAATCAGATATTATTATTAAACATTCTATCTCTTTGTACACTGTCGCGACAGAAAAATGGAAAAATGGTGCTGAACGTGAACTCAGTGATGCTATTACCATGATCACTGAGCAGCTGGCTAACTTAGAATATGAGGCTTATGACATAATTAATGAAATTCGTAGTCAATCGGCTACTGTAATCAGCCCACTTCTTATGCAAAATCAGATAGAGATGATACAACAACAAATTAATGTTAGAAAAGCTGAACTGGAGGATCAGCAATATGGCTTACTAGAGCAACAAAGCTTGATTCAGGAAATCGAACTTGAAGATATTCTTGAACAAGGTCAACTGGAAGGCTTTTGCTACCTAGAGGTTGGCGACAATTTAGTAGAAAAGCTAGAGAGATCAATAGTGGTACGAGATGGAAGAATTGAAAGTATCAAGAACTTAGAATAATTGTGCCCACCCTAAAATTCAATAGTTTCTACGTTACCCGAAACGGTTTTGGTGACCCACGAGATTTTCATGCCCACATTGAGCTCTACTATGACAGAGGGCAAGATAGTAGAGTGGCTTAAAAACCCTGGAGATCAAGTAGTTCGTGGAGATTCACTGTTAATAGTAGAATCCGACAAGGCGGACATGGATGTAGAAGCTTTTCAAGAGGGATTCTTAGCTGCTATTGTCAAGCCTCAAGGTAGTACAATACCAGTAGGAGAAACCATAGGATTCATCGTTGAGACAAAAGACGAGATAGAAGCTATCCAAAAAAAAATATCTAAAGATAGTAATAACTTGAATGAACTACTGCAAAATCAGACAAAATCACCTCAGGTTGAGCCATTACTGAATAGTCCATCTACGGACGAAACTATTAATGAGGATAATCAAATTCACGATAAACCTTATGTCAAGTCTAGTAATCGTTTAATGGCATCTCCACATGCCAGAAAGTTAGCAGCTCAATTAAACGTTGACTTATCTAGTTTAAATGGAACCGGCATTAATGGTCGCATTCAATCAGAAGATGTACAACAAGCAGCACAACAACCTGTCGCCAAACGTTCTTTCGTCACACGTGAAATAGCTCCTAACCCGATTACCAGTCTCCCCGAGAAGATAAGTTCCAGGCTTACTTCTGATACTTCATCAATTAATAGTCTACAAAAATCTGGTGAGATAATCTCATTCAATAGTTTACAAAATGCTGTAAACCGAAATATGCAAGCTAGCTTAGAAATACCTTGTTTTCGAGTTGGTTACACTATTATTACGGATAAACTAGACTTATTATATCAAGAGGTGAAAAAGAAAAATATAACCATGACGACTTTATTGGTGAAAGCTATAGGGATTACTCTTCTAGATCACCCACAAATAAACTCATTTTGTAGTGAAAGGGGCATCATTTATCCTTCTAAGATTAATATAGCAGTTGCTGTAGCTATGGATGACGGTGGGCTTATAACTCCTGTTCTAACTGACGTTGATAATACGGATATTTATACTCTCTCTCGTCGTTGGACGGACCTTGTTACTCGTGCACGAAGTAAGCAAATTAAGCCTGAAGAGTATAATTCAGGGACTTTTACTATTTCAAATTTAGGTATGTTTGGTGTTGATTCATTTGATGCAATTTTACCTCCTAATACTGGTGCAATTCTAGCGATAGCAGCGTCTTCCCCTCACGTTATTGCCGATAAGAATGGTTCTATCGCTGTAAAACGTCAAATGCGAGTAACTTTGACTTGTGATCATCGAGTTATTTATGGTGCTCATGCAGCAGCATTCTTAAAGGATTTTACTCAATTAATTGAAAATAAGCCTGAAAGTTTGATGTTTTAACTTAAAGGAAAGGTCTAAAGAACTAATGCTACGCTAGCCGCATTAACTTTGGATTTCTATTTTTTTCAATTCACTTTTTGTCCTTTCTGAGATGGATAATCACCGCTTATGATGGACTCGAAACATATGTTAACTGAACAATTTAGAATAACAATTCTAAATTATCTATATACTATTAGTTTTCCCTCTTAATCTGATAATGATTTACAGTGATCTTGACACCAAGCTTTCTTCATATGATTTTTACTTACCTAGAGAACATATATCTCAGATACCTGTAGAACCAAGGCATAACGCTCGAATGCTTATAGTCCCATTACCAGGTGAGAAAAGCAATCATGCACGAGTATGGGACTTAATTGATCAAGTTAAACCAAATGACCTACTTATTGTAAATAACACAAAAGTATTACGTGCAAGATTAATTACAAGATCTTTAACTGGTAGTCGAGGAGAATTGCTCTTAATTGAACCACGAGGTAATGGTCAGTGGCTATGTATTGGAAAACCGAGTAAATTTTTATATCCGGGAAATCAAATCAGTCTTGAAAAACAGGGTCAACCGCTATTGTGGCTTAAGGTTTTAGAAATTGACAACATTACTGGTGGCCGAATAATCCAGTTTCCTTCTGATTTTGCTGATCCAGTTAGTATTCAGCCCCTGCTTTCTCTTTACGGGGATATTCCTTTACCTCCCTATATTCTGCCTCATGAAAACGTGAAATCAGAACGTTATCAAACTCGATATGCCACTAAACTGGGTTCAGTAGCTGCTCCTACCGCTGGGTTGCATTTTAGTGATGAGCTTCTTGAAGCTTTACAGCTTAAGCAGGTGGGTATTGCTAACGTAACATTGCATGTTGGATTAGGTACCTTTCGACCATTGACTGCTGAAAACCTTAATGGCTTAAAAATCCATAGTGAGTGGGTAGAAATCCCACCCGAAACTGTTGATGCGATAAATGCCTGTCGTACAAGTAAAGGTAGAGTTATTGCTATCGGTACTACTAGCGTACGAGCATTAGAAGGATCGTCTCAATTGCACGGCGGTAAACTGCAGCCATTCAGTGGTTATATTGAAATTGTCATTAAGCCAGGTTACCGGTTCAATGTAATTGATGGTTTACTTACAAACTTCCACTTCCCTAAAAGCTCTTTATTACTGCTAGTTAGTACTTTAATTGGTCGAAAAAACTTACTCTCATTATATCAGGAAGCAATTGGTCTGGGTTATAGGTTCTTTTCTTATGGGGATGCTATGTGGATTCCACCACAAGTCATAACACAGTATGGAAAGTACAGAAATGAGTGAACCCCAGGATCAAGATTTTCAGTAGAGGATTCACTCATGGCTTTATCAATCAATGAATACCAATTGTGTACTATCTATACCTTGCGAGAGTAATACTCAACTACTAACAACTCATTGATTTCTAAGGCTACCCATTCACGTTCAATTTTGCCATTAACTCTGGCTTTCAACTTAGTCTTATCAAACTCGAGATGAGGAGGAACATTGGCTAAGCCGGGGAACTCTAAATTAGTCTCAGCAAGTTTACGACTCTGTTTTGATTCACGGATTGCGACTATATCACCTATTTTACACTGGTAACTTGCAATGTCTAATACTCGACCATTTACAGTGACGTGCCCATGATTAACTAACTGGCGAGCACCAGGAACAGTAGGACCAAATCCTAGACGAAAGCAAACATTATCCAGTCTATTTTCTAAAAGCTTAAGTAAATTAGTTCCAGTTGAGCCTTCCTGAGCACGAGCTTTTTTCACGTAACGTACTAATTGTCTCTCCGAAATCCCGTAGTTGAAACGAAGCTTTTGCTTTTCTTCTAGACGGATTGCATACTCAGAGCGCTTGCGACGGGCGACTTGGCCGTGCTGACCAGGAGGATAGGCCCGCTTAGCGGACTTCCGGGTGAGACCGGGTAGATCTCCCAAGCGCCGCGTAATCCTCAATCGAGGGCCGCGGTATCTAGCCATAAAGTTTAAATTTAGAAGTTGAAGTGAAGGTGTACAAGTTCAGGTACGTTGGAAGGAAGATTCCATCCCCACGCTTTGCAACACCAGTCTCTAACTATAACGTGTGACGACAAATGTCTTAGTCAGTTAGTTATCAGAATTGTTGAGTACTATCGCTACTCTTTATCGCCACTTTTAGGTCCCCGATGTCGGTTTACTCCTACATGTAGTAGTTACTGCATAGAAGCTATTAAATCTTATGGGATTTGGTATGGTGGCAATCTTACGATTCGTCGTTTACTCCGTTGTCACTTCCTAACTCCTCCCGGATGGGATCCTGTTCCGCCTATATAGAACTCATGTTATTTATTCGAAAAGATTGTCTTTTATGTGAAAACTTAGCCAAACATTTAAGATTACTGTCATTACCATTCTCAGTAATTATTATAGACATCGATTCCCATCCACAACTAAAGGCAAGATATACTCATCGAGTTCCTATACTCGTACAAAGATTCAATACCGAGTCCAATCATAAACATTATGAGCTTCCATCTATTTCTCCGCGAAGTGTAAAAGCGAATCTTATTCAATGGTTAAAGCACAACATGCATAGCGAATAATTCCACAGTGGGATAACAAAGTTTTCAATCTTCCAACACCAATAATCTTCTATATCTAATTGATTTAAGCTTATTGTATGTCCTGTCTCAGTACTTTATGAGTCAGTTTCTACATACTCTTTTAGACAGTATCGGACTCGATGTAACCAAATTGCTACCAAATGACAGGATAGATTCTATAGCATGTAACTCTAAAATTATAGTACCTGGAAGTGTATTCATCGGATTACCAGGAAATCATGTTCACGGCAGTGATTTTTGCACCTCCTCTTTATCTAACGGGGCTGCGATAACATTAAATAAGCAGATCTCCGCAGGGATAGATCCATCACTGGAACCGCATATGTCTTTAGTATTAAACCAACACGTTGTTCAATGGAGCAGCATTATATCCTCTAATTTTTGGCAGCATCCATCTAGATGGTTAGTCCTTATAGGTGTAACCGGTACAAATGGTAAGACAACAGTCACACATTTGATTGAACATCTAAGTGGAGCATCTGGATATCCTTCAGCCTTATTCGGCACTCTTATTAATCGTTGGCCAGGATATAGTGCAATAGCAAAAAATACTACTGGTTTTAATGATCAAGTACAGTTACAGCTAGCATTAGCTGTGGAAGCAGGGGCCATGATAGGGGGCATGGAAGTTAGTTCCCACGCTCTTCATCAACATAGAATAATTGGCTCTCAATTTTCTGGGGCTGTTTTTACGAACCTTAGTCAAGATCATCTAGATTATCATCGCTCGGTAGAAGCTTATTTTGAGGCGAAGGCAAGTTTATTTGAGCCGCCATTTCTTAAAAATAATTCACCTTCAGCGGTAGTAAATATCGATGATATGTGGGGTGCTAAGTTAGCCAAACGAGTACGATCTCATTGTTGGCGTAGCTCTCTTGTGAATAAGGAAGCTGAATTAACTATAGAAGATATAGTACTTTTGGAGAATGGGATTACAGGGACTCTTATTACTCCTATAGGAAAAGGAAAATTGCAATCTCCAATGATAGGCTATTTTAATCTAATGAATTTATTACAATCTTTAGGAATTTTATTACAACACAAAGGATTTTCCCTGCCTGTATTACTTGAAGCTGTAAAAACTTTCCGAGGAGTACCTGGACGAATGACAGATGCGAGTATTTACTTCAGACAAAATAGACTAACTCCACAAATCGTAGTTGATTATGCACATACACCTGATGGACTCGAGAAAGCGATTCTAGCCATTAGACCGTTTGTGAAACAAAACCTAATATGTATATTCGGATGTGGAGGGGATCGAGATAGAAGTAAGCGTGCATTAATGGGGAAAATTGCTGCTCGATTAGCCGATAAAGTAATTATAACCTCTGACAATCCCCGGTATGAGCATCCTCAACAAATTATTGATGATATTTTAGCCGGGGTTTCTCTAAAGAAGGAAGTTTTTGTAGAAGCAGATCGTGCAATAGCAATAATGAGTAGTCTTGCAGCAGCCTCATGCAATGACTTGATCCTGATTTTAGGTAAAGGTCATGAAGATTGCCAAAGCATAAAGGGTGAAAATATATATTTCAATGATCAAGAAGAGGTGAAAAAGTACATATATAGGAAGTTTGCATGTGACGAGAGTTCACGTAATTCAGCATCCTTATAGAAATTGCATAACTCACCTAAGATTAAGTTGGTTATTACCTGCTTGCACATAACTCCTCTCGTAATATCTAGAGATTTTATTGTAACCATTAACCATGTGCCTCGAACTAATAATGTCAATCGCCAATAGTCTCGTAGCTTCCACTGTATGACCGCGAATATATTGCACTTTTTATATGTCAATACTGCATCCGGCAATTCCATTAACATTTAGCCTTTTGAGGCTAACCTAACTCGCCCTGTTTTTGCCCATTCCATCAATGTTGATATTTTTTCGCGTACCGTTCTAGCTAATGGTATTATATTGCCAGCAGCTTGGATCATATCTAGCTCGTTAAAGTCACGATTTTGTCCGAATCCTAGATGCATAGCCTCTATAACTGTCTGTTCTAGCTCAGCGCCTGAAAAGTCTTCAGTTCGATCTATGATTATTTCTAGTGGTATATTGTGGTTAGGTCGATGACGCTTTAAATGTAATTCCAAAATAGCTCGACGCTCTTTCATAGTAGGTAATCCTAGTAGAAAAATTTCATCGAAACGCCCTTTCCTAATTAATTCTGGAGGTAGCCACTCTATGCTATTGGCTGTGGCAACAACAAATACAGCTGACTCTTTCTCCGCCATCCATGTTAAAAGACTGGCTAGTACCCTTTGACTAGTACCCCCATCACTATGACGATCTCCACTAAAAGCCTTATCAATCTCATCAATCCACAGTATACATGGTGCTATAGCCTCTGCTAATCTTATCATCTCCCGCGTTCTAGCTTCACTAGCACCTACCAAACCGGCGAAAAGCCTACCAATATCAAGTCGTAACAAAGGCATCCCCCAAGTATGAGCAATAACTTTGGCTGTTAAGGACTTTCCTGTTCCCTGAGGCCCTACAAGCAGTACTCCTCTAGGTAATGGTAGTCCATATTTTCGTGCACCATCTTGAAAAGCCAGATATCTTTGATGAAGCCATTCTTTTAGATTATCTAACCCACTAATATCACTTGTCGTGCAATCAGTCGAACAATACTCAAGCAACTCACTACGTGCTATAGTTTGACGTTTCTCCTCTAGAATATTATCCAAAGTACCTGGTCCTAAACATCCCTTTAGCACTAGTGCTCGTGCCGAAGTTTGTCTGATTCTTTGTTCAGTCAAGCCCCTACAGGATTGTGTAAGGCTTCTTGCTACATCAATGTCAAGAGGTACACCTGTAATCTTAGCAATAGACTCGAGTAATTGGTGAACTTCTTCAGTACCTGGCAAAGGCAAATCCAAGACTGCGATACACTCCTCAAGCTCAGGAGGCAATTTCCACTCATTCGCAGTGATTACGAGTGTGTGAGGTTGCTGACGCAATTGTCGCGATAAATTTCTCAATCTTCTTAATATCGCATTATCCTCGCAGTATTTATGGAAGTCCAATAGTAGCAATAGTGTTGGCTGTTTATTAGATAAGTCATCAAGACAATCTAGTGCCGCCATAGGATTTCTTCTTGCATATCCTTGCTTATTTGATTGGCCTTGTAAACCTTCTATAAAATCCCATCGTAAGAGTAACCTTTTTCCTAACCGATCGCAAGATTGTTCTAATAACCTTTCAATTCTCTCTTCCTCAGGACTCCGAATCCAAATGATAGGTGTGCGAGACTTAATCAACAAGTCCAGCTTATTCTCCCAATCGTTAGACATTAATCTTAGAAAATAGAGGATAAGTATAAAGGGATTATTGTAGATCCCTATTTAAGTTTTGCTTGGTTCTACAACATGCTCATCCTCGAACTCTTCAAATAACCTTAAGGGGATCCTTTAACCTCAGTTCCCAAAATCTTCAAACTCAAGGTATTGTAACCTTAAACAAGAAGACAACAAAAATTTATATCTCTTGTGATTGGATATACTGTTATTTACTATAAAAGAATAGTTATTGTTTAAAGGAGAAGATATGAATTACTGCTTCCTGTTTTTTCGTTCGAATGGTAGACGTTGGCCATTGCTTACACTTCTAGATGACGTCATCGTATTTGGTACTTGACTTGCAAGCTGCTGTTCTAAAATCAGCTGTAAATTGTCAGGCAAAGCTTCTTGTGTTAACAAAAACGTCTGTAGTGCTTGAAACATGTTTGCAATAACCATGTACAGTAGAACACCTGCAGGCAATGGGAAGAATAAGAACATTCCTGTTATCATTAAAGGTGTAAGCTTGTTAGCAGTTGATTGCTGGGGGTTCGGTGGCATCCCCATCCCTGATAACAACTGAGAAACAAATAGACTTGTCCCGAAGGCTAGAATTAGAGCCAGAATATCCCAATTTATACTTCCGTCAGTATACAAACCTACTTGCCCTAACGCCTTAATAAACAGAAACCCACTGCGGGCTGCGAGTCCTGGTATTTTAGCCTCTATAGTGGCGTCTCCAACACCAAGTGCCGATATTGTTCCATCATTGGTTACGCTAACGACTTCTTGACCTTTCGTTACATTCCATTTAGGTACGAGCTCACTACCATCTTTAGCATCTTTCAGAGTTGATATAAAGTCTTCACCTGACTTAGTTTGAAGTTGCAGGTTAACTTTCTCTCCTACTCCTATTTTGGTCCCTGTAGGTAAAGTGGCTAGTACTGGTATATGATTCGTCTCGGAGATAAAAATAGAATGGCTTGGCGTTGTGAATGGTTTGGTCTCCACTCCAACCATCTGCTCAGGATTTAAAACCTTTAGATTAACGGTATACGATACATCTGCAAAAGGTGACCCTCTCAGAGTAGCAAATAGGGCAAACAAAATTGGCATCTGGACTAATAATGGTAAGCAACCAGCCAGAGGGCTGCCAAACTCTTTCATTAATTTGCCGAGTTCTTCTTGTTGCTTCTGTGGGTTGTTCGCATAACGATTCTTAATTTCAGTTTGACGTTTCTGCATTACCGGTTGAGCTATTCGCATACGTCGTGCACTACGAATAGATCCAGCACTTAAAGGGAATAAAGCTAGGCGTATCACTACCGTAAGGGCAATGATAGCTAAACCATAGCTAGGTACTAACCCATAAAAAAAATCTAGGATGGGTAGCAACAAATTGTCGGAGATGTAGCCGATCACGGCAAGAGGAATGTAGGGAGCAATAAAGGATGTTTTGTGTGCCCGTAAATTTCGGGATTTAGGTTTTTCTTAGGAAAAACCCCGGGCATTTTTTTCGTCTGAAACTTGACCGTTACTTTTCACACTAGCCAAATTTTTAATTAAGTACGCCTCAATATCCTTATATTTAGGCAAAGAGCGCATTTCTAGTGTAGATCCATCCCATAATACTATAACCATATCCCCCCAAGCGCCAAATCCTCGAGAGACACTTCGTATTTCTTTAATTTGATTATAAGAAACTTGCGTACGATCTCTACCAAGCCAACCTCCGCTAACAGATACTCGACGATCACTTATGAGAAACCGTAGCCAAATAGCACGAACGATTGCGCCAAATGCGAAAGGTATCCCAATCAAAGTCAGCCCCAACAGTAAATTGAAAATCAGATCAGCTTTGGCCGGACCACCTTCGTAAAAAATTTCTTCCATGCTTCTCATAGTTGTAGTTCAGCTTTGGTAAGTAAACTTAAACAATCTTGCCGTAAAAGCCTAGGATCAATGTCAGAACAACCTGGTTTTAAACTTAATAATAACCAGTGCCCTAAACGTTTTTCTCCTGGGTTAAGAGGAGGGATCGATTGGCGTAAGAGAATTTCTTGTAAGTACTGATGCAATAGTCGTCTAATCGCATTACGGCGTACAGACGATTTGCTAACCTTAGTACTTACTACAACAGAACAACGAAATAGGCTAGTAGGCAGATTTCGAATACCATTCCGAAGATATTCACGTCGTTCCAGGGCTACTCTTAATACTATCCACTCCCCATGATAAATTCGTCCATTTTGATATAAATAATCAAAACAACGTGATCCCCTTAAACGCAATCGAGCTGAAAGCGCCATGAGGAGGTTGCAATAATAGGCATGCCATTTATCTAACGAACATTTAGACAGATAAACGAGCACGACCACGCTTGCGACGAGTACGTATAACGCGACGCCCTGTGATGCTCCGCATACGGACACGAAAACCTGATACTCGTTTACGCTTGCGACTGGTCCCCCCAAGGGTTCGTTTAGTCATAGTTTCGCGTTTACTCCTTATCTGACATTATCCCTCTAACTTAGCAGTCGCTCGATTTCTCCTTCATCATATTAAGCCTTTGTCTAGAAGAGGCTAAATTATCCTTCTAAATTCAAGTAACATTTACCTGGAAGATTTGTTTGGTACAGTAGGTAATATATAGACTAATCTTTATTCTTATCTGACGGTCGAGTGCCTTCTTGAGACTTTCTAATATAGTTAGACCTATCAGGTCTTAAACGAGCTGCTCCTCTTAGGTAAGGATGAAATATTTCTTGCCCTGGTTCAAGCCATACATGAGCCATTAATCGTATACAACGAGGTAAATCTCCAATAACTGCCATTTGTTGACAATCTAATAATGCGACCGTATCCCAACCTGTCCAACGCCTAGCTACAGCTGCAGGAAAACATGCATTCAGATCTCCTGTTACCGAAAAGGTAACCGAAACAACGTGTTTGCCCTTAAAATTGTTATTTTCTATTAAGGCTAATAATAATTCTTCGACTGATTCAGTAATTGCAGCACTTGTATTAGCTCCAGCTGTAGTTGCACCTCGTAAAGCACGTAATTCACGATGATTTCTCATGGCCGGTATAACCATAGGGCTTGACCACTCCAGGCCAGCTCCAAACTGAGAGCATTCTGCAGTTGGTTAAGTAAACTACTGTTCTGCGTAAAACGCTTAATTTTATCACTAGAGTTAACAAAGTTTAATCGTTTGGTTGAATCTAATTCAATATCTGCTAGCTGTGCTAACAGTTGTAATGCTGTTTGCTCGTCACCCAAAGCATCTACTAAACCCAAATTTAAGGCTTGTGCACCACTGAAAATACGGCCATCGGCAAATTCTCGTACTTGTTCTTCTGTTAGACCCCTACTTTGTGCAATCGCGGCTACGAACTGCTTATAACTGCTATCTATTAGTTCCTGTAGTATATCCCTTTCAGCACTGCTGAGGTCTCTATCCGGAGATAGAATATCTTTATAAAGCCCACTTTTAACAGTCTCGAAACGAATACCAACACGTTCTAAAAGCTTTGCAAGATTATTGCCTCGTAATATTACTCCAATAGAGCCAGTAATGGTACCAGGATTGGATACAATTTTTTCTGCAGCCATCCCTATATATACTCCTCCTGAAGCAGAGATATTACCAAAGCTGGCTACTATCTTGCATCCTTTATCGCGTAGACGTAACAAGGCTGCATGGATCTCTTGACTATCAACAATAGTACCTCCTGGACTATCGATTCTTAACAAGATTGCTGATATTCCTTCTTCTTCAATTTCGCTTAGCGCTGAAAGCATCCACTCACGGACAGATTCCACTATAGGTCCTTGAAGGCAAATACGCGCAACATGGCACCGCTGCTGTTGTCGCCAATTCAAAATCATCCGGACAGTCCGTAGTGCTTGAATCTTAAAAAGGAGTGCAGCAAAGCACCCGATGTCTCAGCCCGTACGTTGGTTATTAATGGTACTGCCTTTTGCCTTATGGGGCACAGCGATGGCAGCAATGACTACTCTACTTGCTACAGGCGGCTCTCTTATTTTAGCCTGGCTAAGATTGGTACCTGCCGGTATATTGCTATTACTTTCCCTACCAATGCTAGGGCGATCTTGGCGAATCGCATATACGGATAGAATTTGGCTACTCTTATTCTCCTTGATAGACGCATCGTTGTTTCAGGGCATGTTAGCTCAAGGATTGAAAGATACTGGAGCAGGATTAGGCTCAGTGTTAATTGATTCTCAACCGTTAATCGTTGCTCTATTAGCTCGTACATTTTTTGCTGAGGCTATTAATCCTATTGGTTGGATAGGTTTGGGTTTGGGGGTGTTGGGTATTATTCTCGTTGGGCTTCCAAGCTCCATTTTATATCAGTGGTGGACAGAAGGAATATTGACTCAAAGTACTAGTTGGGGCGTCGGAGAAATATGGATGTTAGGGGCTGCACTGAGTATGGCTATCGGTACTGTAATTAGTCGCTATGCATCTCAGTCTAGTGACCCGGTTGCTGTCACCGGATGGCATATGATAATAGGTGGTTTACCATTGGTGGGTCTTCATAAGTTTACTCATACTAGTGGTGGTTTTTGGCCTCAGTGGTCACTATGGCAATGGGGACTTATGGCTTACGCTAGCTTTTTGGGCAGCGCCTTAGCGTATGGGTTATTTTTTTGGTTTACTAAAAATGAAGAGCTGACTAGTTTTACATCTCTTACTTTTCTAACTCCAGTCTTTGCACTATTATGTGGAATAACTATTCTAAATGAGCATCTCTCTCCTTTACAATGGATTGGAGTTGGCCTAGCTTTGACATCCGTAGTTCTAGTTAATCAGCGGCGTAGTCTATGGCAAAGAATATCATGGTTTTATCATTATAATTCAGAGCAGTAGTGATATGATTAAACGTTATCGAATCTTAGTGGTCAGTACTCCTATCGGAACATTAGGTAGTGGAGAAGGGGGAGGTGTTGAGCTAACACTTGTTTCTATAGTGGCAGTTCTTCTTCTTAGAGGCCATGAGTTAACAATTTTAGCTAAAAAGGGGTCTTCCTTACCTGTTGATTGTCAGGCTGCCACCTTAAAAACATTTGATGGAGAGAATCAATGTAGTTGGCAAAATGGTACTCGTACGGAACTTATCCAAATCCCAGATAATGGTTTACTACCGAAATTTTGGGGTTGGGTTCTTCAGGAACAAGAAAAGTTTGATTTAATACTCAACCTATCCTACGATTGGCTTCCTTTTTGGATTACACCCTACGTTTCCACACCTATTTTCCATTTGGTAAGCATGGGTTCGGTTTCAGAAAGTATGGATCGAGTAATTAATAATGTTGCCTGTTGGGATCAAAGAAGACTAGCCTTTCATACTCGAACTCAAGCCTGCGATTTTGCACTTCCACAGGCCCCTATTATAGTTGGGAGTGGTTTTGATATCGACACTTACCATTTTTCCCTCTCCCCAGAAAGCCACTTTGGCTGGGTAGGACGGATTACACCTGAAAAAGGATTAGAAGATGCAGCAATAGTTGCCTCACGTCTTGGGGTAAAGTTAAAAGTCTGGGGGTTGAAAGAAAATACCTCATATGCAAACAAAGTCGAAAACTCCGTACCTCCAGGTATAATTAGTTGGGAAGGTTTTTTACCAGGAACAAAACTGCAAAAGGTTCTCAGCTCCTGTCAATGTTTACTTAATACACCTAAATGGAACGAAGCATTTGGTAACGTGACAGTAGAAGCAATGGCCTGTGGTGTACCTGTCTTGGCATATAATCGTGGCGGACCTGGAGAGTTAGTTAAATCAGGAATTAATGGTTGGCTAGTTCCACCGGATGATATTATGGCACTTACCGAAGTAGCTTATCGAATAAAAGATATCAATCGTTTGCGTACTCGTCAATGGGCTAAAGATAATTTCTCTCGTTCTGCTTTTGCATTAAGACTAGAAACATGGTTTACTGCTGGCCTTAAATGAACACCCTACACTAGTTTTCCTTAATCTTAATTTAAGTCATGTTTTCAAACTGATTACGTTGGCAAAGACTACAGTGTCCCCAGCGTGCCATCTCTCCAGTAGAAGCTGAACGGTGACAGACAGGACAATTTGATATGCCATGAATATCACCTCGATGGGGGTTACACTCCCGAACCAGTAAATTTGTACTGATTTGATTACTCCTGTTATTTTCTGGATGATACCGCTTGATTTGTAAGTCTCTAATTTCAAATCCTCGCTTGCGAAGTGACTGCAATAGACGCTTGCGATTCCAAATTAAGGCTTGCAACCAATCTGATTCTTTGGCACCAACAATTAATTTCTGGTTTTTGAAACCTATGGGTTGACAGTGATGAGCAATCTGAGGTCCTGCAATATTCTCCCAATCTGCTAGTAAATCAATCAAGTGAGAATCTTTTTGCCATGTTTCCTTAAGCTTTATTAAACAATCGGCAATAGAATATGGTGATGGACGTGGAGCGGGTCTAAGGATTTGTGCGATTTTCAATTGATTAAACTCTTTTTTTGGATTTTAGAACAGATCAAGTTCAAAGCGAAGACCCGCTGGTGAAACGGATCCTGGATTGGCTAACCTTAGATACTGATATCTAGCGCCTCCATGGGCTTTTTTGATCGGTTAAGCCGACTGCTTAGAGCTAATCTCAATGAGTTAGTGAGCAAAGCTGAGGATCCAGCCAAAATCCTTGATCAGTCAGTTGCTGATATGCAATCAGACTTAGTCAGACTGCGTCAGGCCGTAGCTATAGCCATAGCTAGCCAAAAACGAATGCAGAGTCAAGCTGAACAGGCAGAATCACAAGCTAAAGTTTGGTATGAGCGAGCTGGTATTGCCCTTCAGAAAGGTGAAGAAGGTCTTGCACGAGAAGCACTTAGTCGTCGCAAGGCTTTTCAAGATTCTGCTACAGGACTTAATAGCCAGTTATTAAGTCAATCGAATCAGGTCGATATTCTCAAACAAAATCTCTTAGTACTTGAAGGCAAGATTGCTGAGGCTAAAACAAAGAAAAATATGCTAAAAGCTCGAGCAGAAGCAGCTCAAGCTCAGCAACAATTACAAAGTGCTGTTGGGAGTTTAGGGAATAATACCTCTATGGCTGCATTTGAACGAATGGAAGAGAAAGTTGAAGCCTTAGAAGCTACAAGTCAAGCATCTGCAGAGTTAGCAGGTGTTGACCTTGAAAGTCGGTTTGCAATTTTGGAAGGTAGTCCATCTAATGATATAGAACACGAATTATTCGCACTGAAAAACAGAATTTCAGGTAAGTCCGACACTATGGCTTTACCTTCGACGGATTGGTCTGCACAAAAACTGAAGCCTAGTAATTCTAATGAAACAAAACCTGACTTAGAAGAGCTAAGTCGTTCTGTAGATAATCCTTAAGTTAAACCCATCCCCTATCCAACTCCATAACCTTTAGGTTATTTATCGCAACCCTAGATTAATGCCATGAGCGTAATCAATCTTAATGATACAGACTTTCAAGCTCAAGTATTGGAATCATCCACGATTGTCCTTGTTGACTTTTGGGCTCCTTGGTGTGGGCCTTGTCGTTTGATGTCACCACTAATGGACTGGGCAGCAAAAACCTACGGAGGTTCTTTGAAAGTAGCCAAAATAGAAATAGACAACAATAAGAGTACTAGAGATTCTTATTCAATCAAGGGAATTCCCACTCTTATTCTTTTTAAGGCAGGGAAAGAAATCGCTCGTCGTGAAGGTGCTATCTCTCAAGCACAATTGGAAGAATTCTTAGTGAGTAATGGTTTAGGAAAAGTGATTTAAGTCCCAATAATCACACGGATTAATAATGTCGTTTCGAATAATGAAGGACAAGATTGTAATCCATCCGTTAATTGCATGTACCTAGACCAATCTTGAATCTTATAAATATAAATACAAATCTTGGCTGAAGTCAAATGAATTATCGTAAGATTGGTCATATCAGAGCTCAATATAGGGAATTAGTAAAAAAAGAACCCCATGATGGCCCTTATCACATAAAATCGTTATCGTGGAATTTGCAGTATTACACTGTATGTGCAAGCACTGAAACAGAAATTGATCGATCTTTTAAACAGGTACACTGTATAAATAAATTAGACAAGATACTTCCTTACGGAATCATTGCATACCGGCAGCGCTCTAGTTATGGACAAAAAAATAGACAGTGGAAGTCCCCTCTTGGAGGTGTTTGGTTGAGTGTAGCTTTCTCGTGGTCTCGTAATGTTTCATTGCCACTAGCCGTTATTGAAGGACTATGTCTACAACTAGAAAGAATGAATGTACATGTACAATTTAAATGGCCTAATGATCTTGTAATCAATAACCGTAAGCTCGTTGGTATTTTACCCCGTTTGGTAATACGTAGCAATGGTTCATATGTCGCAAAAGTTGGTATTGGCCTTAATGTAAGAAATATTACTCCACCTGAAGGTATTAGCCTCTTTGACATTACTTTACCTTGTTCTATATCTTTAGATCTTCTTGTGGCGAAGGTATTACGTGGCGTTGAGTGGAGTATCCAAAATACTCATAAACAAGAGTTCATAAGACAATCTGTTGAGAAGCGTCTTATTGGTTTAGGGAAACCATTTCCATGCAAAGGCTTTATGTGGAAGATTGTAGGCCTTGATATTAATGGTGGAATCATGCTTAGTCGTAGAAATCAAACAATGATTTATAAGAGTTCTTTTTAAAGTATTGCCAATGCAGTTTTTCTACTCTTACTCTTAATAAATTAATTAAATTCCCTACTTTAAAGGCTACCTATATAGTGCTCAATATTAAAGAGTGATGTAACTTGGCCAAGTACACTAAACAAGTATCTTCCTACATCGTAAGGCTGTTCGTACATATAACTTAAATCTGACTCAAGATACTGTGACTATTATTAGTTGACGCTACCATGTTTTGCAAGATTGGTGTACCAGCGACCGTGGCACTCGCCCATTCGAACAGTGGGCTTGACAGAATACCTCCTACAGCTGTAATTATAACACAGATAAGAAGGGCTAATTTTAAAGGTCCATTGCTATTGTTGTTCCAGTCCCCCTCATTGATTTTAGGGTATAGTCTCACAACTTCAGATGCTTCCTGAGGCTCTTTTACTACCATCATCATAATGACTGATATATAGTAGTATATAGATACTACAGAGGTTATCAAACCAGTTACTACCAATAAGTACTGATGATCCGCCCAACCAGCAAAAAATAGGTAAATCTTTCCAAAGAAGCCTAACATCGGCGGAATACCACCCAAAGAAAGTAAACATAAACTGAGACCTAAAGTAATTAAAGGATCCTTCTGATATAATCCAGCATAGTCTGAGATCTTATCGCTACCCGTCCTAATTGAAAAGAGAATCACACATGCAAAAGCTCCCATATTCATAAATAGATACGCAGCAGTATAAAGTATCATTGCTGCTAATCCATCTTCCGTTGAACTGACTAAACCAATCATAACGAAGCCAGCTTGTGCAATAGAGCTATAAGCGAGCATTCGCTTCATTGATGTTTGGGCAAGAGCGACTACATTCCCAAGCACCATACTAAGAACAGCGAGCAAAGTAAAAAGCAACTTCCACTGTGTATCGAAGACTTCAAAACACCCTACTAATAACCTCAAAGCTAGTGCGAACCCAGCTGCCTTAGAACCAACTGAGAGAAAAGCAACTACTGGAGTGGGTGAACCTTCATATACATCTGGAGTCCATTGATGAAATGGCACTGCTGCGATTTTAAAAGCTACCGTTGCGAGTACAAATACCAATGCTAAAGTAGCAACCGATGCTTCGCTATTTCTAAGAGCTGCTGCTACAGCGTCTAGGTTCGTACTACCACCCGTTAGTCCGTAAAGTAGAGAAGAGCCATATAAAAAGACAGCTCCAGTAGCAGAACCAACTAATAGATACTTCAGAGCGGCCTCAGAACTACGGGCATCTTGTTTCATATAGCCCGCGAGTAAGTAACTTGAGATAGATAACGTCTCTAGTGAGATGAAAATGGTAACAAGATCGTTGGCACCACACAGTATCATAGCCCCCAGTGTAGCTGCGAGCAAGATAGCGGTATACTCTCCTAATGGAGTACCAGTGCGTTTAACATAAGGCCAGCTAATCATTAACGAAAGCAGTGTAGATGTAGCTACGACTGCTCTAAAAGCAATGGCTAAGTTGTCAGCACGGAATGCCCCAAGAAATGATGTTTCTATGGGACTATTCCATTGCAGTGCTAAGAGAATTAATGCTGAGCTAAGTCCTGCGTAAGAGATAACAGGTACCCAGCGTCTGGCGGTTTCTTCTCCAGCCAGATCTACCAACAATGAAGCGACTAAGGCCAGCAGCACAGCACCTTCAGGAATGATGGTGGTTGCATTTAGAGGGAAAGCTAACAAGATAGAGCTTTCCGTCGAGGCCTGTGCTGCGGTTGTGATCGCACCAAACAGGTTCATGGACTCAGAGAAATGACAATGCCCGTTGAACCGGACTGTAACCGTGCTGACGCAAGCGGTTCACAGTCCGATCCGCCGATGCGATAAAGAAATGACGGTTCAATGCCCGCCTGTGGCTCATATCCTGGTCATTGTTGAGAGTCCAACCAAAGCTCGCACTATCCGTAGCTTTCTACCTGACAAGTATCGGGTAGAAGCTTCAATGGGACATGTGCGGGATCTTCCCAACAATGCCAGTGAGATTCCAGCAGCTTACAAGCAAGAGAAATGGGCAAACCTAGGTGTTAATATTGATGGAGATTTTGAGCCCTTATATGTAGTCCCGAAAGATAAGAGAAAAATAGTAAAAGAGTTAAAAAGTGCTTTGAAAGATGCTGATAGCCTATTACTCGCGACTGATGAGGATCGTGAAGGTGAAAGTATAAGTTGGCATTTGTATCAATTACTAGATCCTAAAATTCCTACTAGACGCATGGTATTCCATGAGATAACTCAGGATGCTATTCTTAAAGCGTTAGAGCAAACGAGAGAGTTAAATATTGCTTTAGTCCATGCTCAAGAAACGAGGCGGATCCTCGATCGTCTGGTAGGCTATACTCTGTCGCCTTTACTATGGAAGAAAGTTGCATGGGGACTATCGGCAGGTCGCGTTCAATCAGTTGCGGTAAAATTAATAGTTCAGAGGGAACAATCGCGTCGCGCTTTTCGTAGTGGAAGTTACTGGGACCTTAAAGCAAAGTTAACTTATTATAATATCGAATTTGAAGCCAAACTTACTCATGTCAGAAATCAACGTATTGTAATTGGTACTGACTTTGATGAAACAACAGGGATGATTAAGAATAACTGCCGATCCAAGTTACTGAATGAAGTCGAAGCGAAGGAGCTAGCAGCACACTTAGGAACTAAGTCTTGGCAAGTCACACAGGTGGAAGAGAAACTCAATATTCGTAAACCTGTCGCACCATTCACGACAAGTACTCTTCAGCAAGAATCCAATCGTAAGTTACGTCTATCTGCTCGTGAAACAATGCGTATTGCTCAAGGGTTATACGAAAGGGGATTCATTACTTACATGAGGACAGATTCAGTGAATTTGTCTGAGCAGGCTATTCAGGCAGCTCGTGACTGTGTAATGAAAAGATATGGCAATGAGTATACCAGTCCAGAGCCTAGGCAATTTAGTACAGAAGCTCGTAACGTTCAGGAAGCACATGAAGCTATTCGTCCATCCGGAGATAATTTTCGTACACCAAGTGAAGTAGACTTAGATGGTAAAGATTTATTATTATATGAATTAATTTGGAAAAGGACCGTGGCCAGTCAAATGGCAGATGCTCGTCTAATCTTTACAACTGTTGATCTAGAAGTAGATCAGTCTCATTTTCGAGCATACGGTAAACGTATTGACTTTGCAGGTTTTTTTCAAGCATATGTTGAAGGTAATGATGATCCTGAAGGAACATTAGAGGGACAGGAGATACTCTTACCTCCACTGAAGGGGGGTGATCAACCTAAGCTCAAGACAATAAAAGCGCTAATGCATGAAACACAGCCACCTGCTCGTTATACTGAAGCGGCATTAGTAAAAATCTTAGAGAAGGAAGGTATTGGTCGTCCATCAACTTATGCAAGTATAATTGGAACAATTATGGACCGAGGCTACGCAAATCTTAAAAACAATGCTTTCATTCCTAGTTTTACTGGATTTGCTGTTACATCCCTTTTGAAGAAATATTTTCCCGACCTAGTTGATACACAGTTTACGGCTAAGATGGAAGATACTCTCGATGAAATATCTAATGGTAAAGTGGATTGGCTTCCCTACCTCAAACTTTTTTATCGTGGTAAGGATGGGCTAGAACAACAAGTCTTAGAGAGAGCAGGAGATATAGACCCTGGCTTCTCCAGAGTTATCGACTTAGAAGGAATACCATGTTTGATAAAAGTAGGTCGTTTTGGAGCCTATATTGAATCTAAGCACACTGCACCGAATGGGACCGAAGATCTTGTAAAAGCGACGTTGCCGCAGGAAATCACACCTGCAGATTTAGATGCTGAAAAAGTGGCCTCAATCCTAAAACAGAAAGTAACTGGACCAGAGAATATTGGCAAAGATATAGAGACTGGTGAGCAAATTTATTTGTTATTTGGGCAGTATGGTCCGTACGTACAACGTGGCCAAAACAGCGACAAGAATCCAAAACCGAAAAGAGCTGCTTTACCCAAAGGAATTAAACCCGAAGAAGTGACTCTTGATGATGCTTTAGGATTACTACGACTTCCGAGATCATTAGGATTACATCCTGACGGTGGTCTAATTCAAGCTGGCTCCGGTCGGTTTGGGCCTTACATAGTGCATGATCAAGGACGAGGCAGCAAAGAATATCGTTCACTTAAAAGTGAAGATAATGTACTTAATATTAAATTATCGCGAGCGCTAGAAATTTTGGCAACTCCTAAACGAAGCCGCAGTGGTAGAACCATACTGAAAGATTTAGGCGTGCCAGAAGGTAATCATACCAGTGTACAGGTATTGAATGGCCCTTATGGCCTTTACATTAAACAAGGGAAGGTTAAGGTATCCTTACCTGAAGGTAAAACAGCAGGCGACATTACACTCGAAGAGGCCATAATTCTCTTAAATGATAAGTCTACAGTTAAAAATCCCGTTGTTGGTCGGAGAAACCAAAGACGGAGAAACCTATCAGAATATTAAGAGATAAAGATATTATACCTAGACAACCGAATCGTAAGGGACAATTCGTCCAATATTAGTCATCAAGGCTTTTATCTTTAAAGAATAGACTCAGCTATTTTTGTCTTCAAGCTTATTTTCCTAGTCCTTTCCATGTTACCCACGCAAAAGGCTCATCAGATAATAGAGACTGCATATATGGCAGCAACAACTGCTATATTCTGGATAGCATTATACTACTTACCCATAGGTGGTCCCGTCTTTCGATTAGCTCTTCCATTGCCATTAGTTTTGCTTCAATTACGTCATGGACAATGTGTCTTAGAAGGTGTAATGGTCAATTGCCTATTGTTAATAGCTCTTATGGGACCAGTTCGTGGTTGTTTAGTGCTTTTCCCATATACCTCACTGGCCGTTTGGTTGGGATGGGGATGGAAAAATCGATTAAATTGGTGGCTTACATGGGGAATCGGTATTTTTATTGGTTTAATGGGTTTTTTAATAAGATTAAATGTTCTTTCCTTACTGTTAGGTGAAAATTTGTGGTCTGTTGTTATCCATTCCACAATAGATTTCTTCGAACATACCTTTAACTTCTTACAAATTGATCACATACCTAATGTTTTAGAAATTCAAATAATGACTATTGGGTTAATTTTGTTTCAAAATCTTCTCTATGTTTTTTCACTTCATGCCATTGCTTATTGGATATTTCCACGATTAAACGTTAGGATTAGTGAGCCTCCGAGATTAGTGGCAGCTCTGATGCGATTTGGTGATATGTAAGAAAGTTGATTCTCGATACCCAAAGATTGAATTTTCTACTTATGTTATCATTTTCATTTGTATACTCCCTAGAGGCAAACTCTTCAATTATCTTATTTTTCTTGATTAATAACACGATCCTATCAATTTATTATTGAAGTTCAACATGCATAATTGATATAAGAATTCGAAACCCCACTATTATTAAACTACGTTAACCTTGTAATTTCATGCTGTAAATCTCGTTTAACTTAGTCCAATCAGATTGCCCTCGGGTTATTATCCCCAAAAAACTAGCGTTCTTGAGTCTCATGGATTTGATTTAAATGATAAACTCAGCTTTATTGAGTCGCCGTCAATTACTTAAAACAGGTACTCTGGGAACCTTTGCACTATTAAGTGGTTGTGAGTATTCCAAATTAAGTCGTTCTACTCTTTTGTATAGCCGCGGCAGCTTACCTTATCAGTGGCTCAAATTACTACCTAACGATTGGCGAAGCGACTCTATGGTCAACTCGAGCGAGGTCGTTAATCGGATCCTTTCAAGTCATCCGGATTTGGTACAAGTCTCTGATGCGTGGGGACAACTACTGAATCCAAATGATCTAGCCCCTTTAGATACCATCCCCTTATTCAAAGAACTTGCGTTATTTACGGAACCAATTACATATATTTTTAAAGATGATCTCTTGCGAAAGGTCGCCCTTCCAATTGCTTTTAGCCCTTGGTTACTAGTGATTTGCAACCGCCCCGATTTACTTGCACGATCTTCGGAAGGCTGGCATTTACTACTTGACCCTACAGTAAGAGGGAGGGTTGTATTTCCTTCTAGTCCGCGAGTATTAATCGATATCGCACAACGTCTCGAAGGTGGTCTAGAAACACTCCCTGCACTTCGCCGCAGTGTTCTCAGTTTTGATCGGTATTATGGTTTAAATCTCCTACTTAATGGAGATGCTGAAATTAGTATTTTGCCAGCACGAGAGGCAATTCCGCTCCTTCAAGAGCATCCACATTTAAAGGGATTATTACCAAACCAAGGAACAATCCTGACGTGGGATCTCTTAGTACGCCCTTTACTCTCACAAAAAGCATTACCCATAGCTTGGATTCAAGAAGCCTGGAAACGCCCATTATTGGATCACTTAATTGCTAACGGATGGGTTCCACCATTACCTAGAGCACGTCTTCAAGGAGCTTTAGACAAGTTAAAGCTCCCTCCAGAATGGAAAGAATTGCTCTATCCAGAAGAATCATTGTTAAACAAATGCAGTAGTTTACTGCCTTTAGATATTAATGAGCGTAAGCGACTCCAAGACATCTGGACTAGTGTAATGGTATAATTGATGAATGAGTACTTGAACAAAACTAGATTTTTATCGCGGTTGATCCAATGATAGTATAGCGTTTAATCATAACAAGGCGAATACTATATACTTTATTCTTTCGGTATAGTCCTTTCATGTGGTAGTGGATTAGACTAGAATTACAGTATCTTAAAAGTTTATCCTTTACTAACATACTACAAAATTTGCTAAATCTTATCAATCATAAGTGATTGGAGTAGTTGATAAATCATTGGGGAAAATAGTTTTTATTGGATTGACCATTGTTTCTTAATGTATATAAAACTTCGGATCAGACGTTGATTGATAGTATGTAAGAATAATATTAGTATTGTAACAGTATACAGAGGAAGTGAATGAATTATAATTTGGCAATCAGTTAACAATTCTGTGAATAAATGTATATGTTTTCAATAAGTGGCTTATTGTTACTTTCAACTCTTATTCTGAACTGTACAAACCCATTCTATTCATGGTATTTTCGTAAAACTTGTTACTCAAATCGAAAACACTGTGTCTAATAATAAATTCTACTGAATGGTCTGAGTTGATTAGATGTTAACCTTACACATAGAATTAAGCCCTTTTCATTTTATCGTGTTTGGCTGTATTCACAATAGGTCATATGTAACTAAAAATCATAGAAGATATAGTATTAGGAATAGAATGACCCAGATTCCATCAACGAAATGCCAATATAATTCCGCAGCATCCAAGGGAAATGATTTTAGACTTGTAATTCTTCCTCCACTCACACGAGTTTGCCACCAAACTATCAAGGTCATCAAAAGACCAAGGGTCACATGTAAGCCATGGAAACCTGTCAAAGCATAAAAAGTACTAGCATATAGATTATCAGTTAAACCAAAAGGTAATGTAAAATACTCTATCATCTGACTACCCAAAAAAGCGAATCCAAGTCCAACGGTAATTAATAGCCACTGTCTGGATAAACAATTATCACCTCTATGTAACGCCTTGCCAGCTCGATGGAAAGTAAAACTACTTATCAACAGTAGTACAGTATTAAGACTTGGGAGTAACAACTCAAGCTCATATATGGCACCAGGTAATAGAGGATTAACTGCTTTGAAGGTAAGGTAAGCAGCAAAAAATCCTGCAAATGTCATGCCATCGGCTACGAGAAAGATTGATAATCCAAATAACCGAAAATCATCATGTTCATGAAGTTTCTCAACCTTGTTTTCTTGACTATTAGATTGAAGGAGCGTCATTTAAGATTCAGTTAATAAGGAAACTCATGATTACATGATGAAGTAAATTTAGGAGCTCCAGGTAATAGTAGCGGTTCATTTTGGTGGCTCATTATTAAGACTGTATCCATAAGGCATATCTACACTGGGTGCAGTTCCCTTCCAGTTTTCAACAGGCGGAGGTGAGGTAGTGAGCCACTCAGGTGTTAAGGCTTTCCAAGGATTATTCCCAGCCGTGGGTCCGCGAAAGGCACTGACGATAACATTCCAAAGGAAAGGCAGGGTACTAATGGCCATAAGTAAAGCGCCAATACTGCTTACCTGGTTGATCATAGTAAAATGAGGATCATATTCAGCAACACGCCGGGGCATACCATTCAAGCCTAACCAGTGTTGGGGTGCAAAGCAAAGGTTAAATCCTATAAAGGTAAGTACAAAGTGCAGTCGCCCCAGATTTTCGTTTAATAAATGTCCTGTAAATTTTGGATACCAGTGATAAATGGAACCAAATATGACAAATACCGAGCCACCATAAACTACGTAGTGGAAATGACCAACCACAAAGTAGGTATCATGTACGTGTACATCGAAAGGAACTTGAGCTAGAGCAATACCTGTAATTCCGCCAAAAACAAAATGTAGTATAAAGGCACAAGAAAAGAGTATGGGGCTATTTAGAGCAATTTTGCCTGCCCAAAGGGTTGCAAGCCAGTTGAAAAACTTAATACCAGTTGGTACTGCAATAAAAGATGTGGCAATGGTGAAAAATAATCGCATCCATGGAGGAGTCCCACTTGTGAACATATGGTGTGCCCAAACAACTAATCCCAAAATCACTATTGCCATTATTGAATAAACCATACTATCGTAACCAAATAATGGTTTACGAGCATGTACTGGCAAGATCTCACTGACTAAGCCAAATACAGGTAAAACCATTATGTAAACAGCTGGATGTGAATAGAACCAGAAAAGATGCTGATATACCACCACATTACCACCAAGACTAGGGTTGAAAAAACCTGTATGGGCAACGATATCAAAGCTTAGAAGGATAAGAGTACCTGCTAAAACTGGTGTAGACAGAATTACCAAGATACTAGTTCCAAGCATAGCCCAGCAATACATGGGCATTTGCATCAATAGTAATCCAGGTCTTCTAAACTTGAGAATTGTGGTGATAAAGTTAATTCCACCGAAGATGGAACTCCCTCCTAATAAAAGTACGCTCAGGATCCAGATAATTTGCCCCGTCGCTGGCGTTGTTAAACTTAAAGGTGGATAGGCTGTCCAACCAGCCTGTGCTGCCCCTGTAATAAAGTAACTACTCATTAACAGTAACCCAGCCGGGGGAATTAGCCAAAAAGCGACAGCATTTAAGCGCGGAAAGGCCATATCCCTAGCCCCAACATAAAAAGGGATTAAATAATTACCAAACGCTCCATTTACAACCGGAACGATCCAAAGGAATATCATGATCGTACCGTGAAGGGTTAGAACCTCATTATAGTTCTCTCGACTCAGAAAATCTGACATTGGGCTGACTAACTCAGTCCGTATCATTCCGGCTAGTGCGCCACCTATGAAATAAAATAGGAATCCACAGATAAGGTATTGTAAACCAATAACTTTATGGTCTACGCTAAAACTTAAGTACCTTAACCATCCGGTAGGCTGTAAACCCTTGGATGTTTTGTCCTCTGCAAAAGATGTAATAGTCATGAATTAAGTAGCATTCGAAGGAAGATCAACCAATAAAAAGATTAGAGTTAGCTGCCACAGTTAACGGAGTATTTGTTACTAACCATTCATCGAATACATCAGGTTCATCAACAATAACTTGAGAACGCATACCTCCATGGTATGGTCCACATAGTTCGGCACATACAATTGGATAAGTTCCAGTGCGTGTAGGAGTAAAACTAAGTAACGTGGGTTGTCCAGGAATTATATCTTGCTTCAGACGAAATTCAGGTACCCAAAAAGCATGAATAACGTCTTTAGCCTCCATTCGCAATTCAACGGGTCGGCCAACGGGGACGTGAAGCTCACCCGTAACAATATTTTGAGAAGGATATTTAAAGATGAATGCAAATTGCATTGCTGTTACTTCTATGGGGACAGTATGATTTTCAGTTGATATCGTACCGAGGCCAATTCCACCCCACACTTTTTGATCTTGGGGCTTTTTATCACCCTCTACAAGTACTGTTTGTTCTGTCTCTAATCCCTTGATCGCAGCTTGTTTTCGTGATTGATAAATATTGTCTGCTTTTTTTAGTGGTACCATCCCTCCCATTTGGTCATAAATATCATAACTATATAAACCAATTACCAAGATAATTACAGCGGGGATAGCTGTCCACAGGATTTCTAGTCCAAGATTATTTTGCAAAGATAATCCGTCGTCACTCTCAAACATTTGACGACGAAAACGAATTAAACTAAAAATCAGAATACTGAAAATAGTTAAAAAGAGAACAGTACTGACGCTAAGTAAAACTCTGAACAGTTGATCGTAAAGAGGTGCATTTGCACTAGCCGCAACTGGTAGAAGATTGACATTCTGCCCAACCCAAAGTCCAGCAAGAATTAATATTATACTAATAAGAGCGGCAACAGTGATGGATCGAATAGACACGTGGGAAAGACAACACCCCATCCAGACTATGCAGAATCGCTGCCAGGTGAGTTAGTGACTTGGTAAAAACTCATGAATATCTTGATTTTAAGCTTTTTAAGTCAGCGATTCCTAACTTAAAGTAAATTACATGTACATGTAAAACTGATTGGATTGCTGTAACTACTCTAAAATTATTTACTATGACATTTCACAATTAAATCGTCTCTAACAGGAAAGGGAACCTTGAGGCATTCTATCAAGAATCAACTTAGCTGGTTGACCGCTCATTTAGTAGTCGCGCTGGCGTCGATGGTAGGTATTGGCGGTGCTACTAGAGTCATGGAAGCCGGTTTAGCATGTCCAGACTGGCCTCTATGTTACGGGTACTTACTACCCGGACCTCAGATGAATATTCCGGTATTCTTAGAATGGTTTCATCGCTTAGATGCTTTTTTAATAATTGTCGCTTTGCTTATTTTGCTGACGCAAAGTGTCTTATGGAGACACGTATTACCCCAATGGCTTCCATGGATAAGTGGATTTATGTTAGTACTTGTTGCTTTTCAAGCTGGGCTCGGGGCTCTCACTGTTCTACGATTATTGTCCTCTGATGTTGTTACAGCTCATCTAGCTATCGCTTTATTATTAGTTGCCACAATCAGTGCTTGCCATCAGGGACTAATATTTACTAGTAATAAGATAAGTACGAATAGCAATCGGAACGCCTACCTAAAACTAGGAGTAAAATTCATACCCTATACAATTTCTCATAGATGGTGGACGTATTTTGCAGCTTTGACAACAATTGTAGTTTATACTCAGTGCTTACTTGGTGGGTTAATGGCAACTCAAAGAGCTACTCAGCTTTGTGTACAGAAAGGGACTCTCTGCTGTTGGCTTTACTCTCATGAAATAGGTGGAATAGTTACGACTCTCTGTATTACCATTTTCGTCATCGTTTCTTTAATTAATAGTGAATGGAGTCGAAATCAATGGCCTCTCTTAAGTTTTGTTATATTGAGTATAGTCATGCAGATACTGCTTGGCACGGTTAGTATGAAACTTGTTTTATCAGCTCCTGGAGTTACAGTTGCACATCAAATCACAGCTGCAATCTTAATAGCAGTACTCTCAGCACTTACCACTAGAGGATTCCTGACAACATCGACTGTTCTCTCTACTCGTCCATCTCCATTACTTGGAGGATCATGATGCCTAACATTATTTCACCATCTGTAACGAGTATAACCCCGTCTAGAGATGAAATCGTACCTTCTCGAAAAAAGTTAAAATTGCCGCCATGGTTAGAAATTGCGAAACCTAGACTTATTCCCTTATTGCTAGCTACAACTCTAGGAGGAATGGCTTTGAGTGAAAGGTGGCCATCTTACTCTTGCATTGTAGCTACCCTCATTGGTGGAACTCTTGCAGCAGCAGCAGCAGGAACGCTGAACTGTATTTGGGAGCGAGAGCTTGATGGTAGAATGAAACGCACAAGTAATAGAGCATTACCCTCAGGGCGTATTTCAACAACAACTGCTTTTACAGGTGCAATACTGTCCGGCATAACCTCTCTTATTATACTCATTCGTGGAGTTAATTATTTAGCTGCTGCTCTATCCTTCTTGGGAATTTGTAGTTATGTGATTCTATATACCATACTACTTAAACCCCGTACTAGCCAAAATATTGTGATTGGTGGAATAGCAGGTGCGATACCACCATTGGTAGGTACTGCAGCAGCAGGGCATATCGGAATGGGTGGATGGTGGCTATTTAGCCTAATCATGGTTTGGACTCCCGCACATTTTTGGTCACTTGGTCTCTTATTAAAAGAAGATTACCAGTCTGTCGGTGTACCAATGTTGCCAGTAGTGAAAGGTACACGGGTAACAGCTAATGCAATTACTCGGTATGGATGGGTGACTATCTTGATTAGCGGCCTAGGTGTATTAATGCTACCACAAGGCGGTATATTTTATGGATTGATCTTATTCCCTTTGAATGGACGGTTACTACAACTCTTATACTCTTTAAAGCGGAATCCCAATAATCTGTTTCACGCGAAAAGCCTTTTTCGTTGGTCCATACTGTACTTATTTTGTATTTGTTTTCTCTTAATCTTAAGTCGTTCTCCCCAGGCAGCCAGCTTCAGTCAGCAAACCCTTACTCTTATAATCTCTAATTGGAGTTCCTAAATTGTTAGTCTTATCGGAGGGACTCCCTCTGCCTCATAACCGGTGATAGATCTTCAGCACCTCAGCAAGCGTTTTGGTTCTGTAGACGCTCTGACAGATTTCAGCCTTTCTGTACCAGCAGGTTGTCTTTTCGGACTACTAGGTCCGAATGGCGCTGGTAAAACTACAGCCATTAATATTATTTCCACACTTATGCTTCCTGATAAAGGAACCGTAACAGTAGCTGGAATAGATGCAATTAAATATCCTAGGTTAGTGAGAAAGAAATTAGGGTATGTAGCACAAGAAATAGCTATTGATAAAATTCTTACGGGCCGAGAGCTTCTAGAATTTCAGGCTAACTTATATCATCTTTCACGCGATCAGCGAGAATTACGTATTAAAGAATTAACTAATATGCTAGGAATGACAGATTGGGTTGATCGTCGTTGTGGAACATACTCCGGAGGTATGCGTCGACGCCTAGATTTAGCCATGGGACTATTACACGAGCCTGAGATTTTAATATTAGATGAACCAACTGTCGGCCTTGATATCGAAAGTCGCTCTACTGTTTGGTCAGTATTACAGCAACTGAAAGATCAAGGTATCACAATTCTATTAAGCAGTCACTATTTAGAAGAAATAGAGGCGTTAGCAGATTGTCTAGCAATTATTGATAAGGGCCGAGTTATTGCAGAAGGTACTCCAACAGAACTTAAGAGGAAGTTAGGTGGTGATCGAGTTACGTTACGAGTAAGAGAATTCAGTGATCTTCAAGAAGCATCTTATATTAAAAGTCTAATTCAAAAATGTTCAGGAGTTAATTGTATAGTGATCAACAAAGCGCAAGGATTTTCTCTTAACTTAATCATAGAGAACGAAATAGTCTTAGAACAAATCCGTCGTGAATTGGCCAATGCCCATTTACCAATTTTTGCACTATCACATAGTCGACCAAGCTTAGATGATGTATATCTTCAAGCCACTGGATATACATTGATAGATGCTGAGCTTGAAGTATCCGGACAACGGGATTCGAAAGCTGAGCGCAAAAAAGCGATGAGGTGAGTCCATGACCTTTTTTGCAATTACTAACCTCTTAAGGAAGTTTATCTAACTTATGATTACGAATCAAGCGACCATAGCTTCAGAGAATAAGATGAAATTCTCTACTATCATAAATGAGCTAAGTCAAGAAACTTTAGCCTTAACTCGCCGTTTATTTATACAATTGATCAGACGGCCATCTACGTTAGTTGCGGGAATTGTCCAACCACTAATGTGGTTAGTACTCTTTGGTGCATTATTTTCTAATGCTCCTAAGAATTTACTACCAGATAATGCAAATTATGGTCAATTTATGGGTGCAGGAATAGTAGTATTTACGGCATTTAGTGGTGCACTTAACGCTGGTCTTCCAGTTATGTTTGACCGGGAATTTGGCTTTCTAAATCGTTTACTGGTAGCCCCTCTACGTTCACGAAGCTCGATAGTAATTGCTTCAATTCTTTACATTACTAGCCTAAGTTTACTTCAGAGTGCTGTAATATTGATTGTCTCAGCAAAGCTTGGTTATGGCTGGCCAGGATTCGCAGGTTTAGTTCTAATCTTTATAATATTATCCTTATTAGTATTTGCTGTAACAGCTATTAGTCTTGGCATGGCTTTTTTATTGCCAGGACACATTGAAATGATAGCTGTCATTTTTGTTACTAATTTACCCTTGCTCTTTGCAAGCACCGCTCTAGCTCCTATATCCTTTATGCCTGTTTGGCTCAAATGGTTCGCAAGTATTAATCCTTTAACCTTCGCAATAGAACCTATTCGCGCCGCTTATACTGGACAAGTCTCGCTATCTAAAGTTGTTTTAATCGCACCGTACGGATCCATAACTATATTTCATTGTTTAATGATACTAGCCACTGTTACCCTTTTACTCTCTCTATTAATGCGACCTTTCCTTGATCGCAAACTAAGTTGAATTAAGTAGTATACTTTAATATTGTAAGGCGAGAACTTTCAACGAAGTTCCTCTTCATACAATAACTATTCTGCGTTTGCATATATTATCCTTTGATTCATAAACTAGTGTGAAGTAATTATATTTTCCTTTCCCTGGTTTGAATTTTCACCCCATCGATAACCCACCATCAACTCGTAATACCTGTCCCGTAATATAAGATGCTGCATAATCAGAGACTAAGAAACGTACCGCACCCGCAATATGTTCAGGATTACCTAAAATTCCGAGAGGTATCGCTGTCTGTATATTACTTAAGTTAAGGTTTTGAGTCATATCAGTTTTGATAAAACCGGGAGCAACCGCGTTTACCGTGATACCACGACTCGCAAATTCTTTAGCAGCACTCCTGGTTAATCCAATAACACCAGCCTTTGCAGCAGCATAATTAGCTTGTCCAACATTTCCAGTCAATCCCACAACTGAAGTAATATTTACTATGCGTCCCTTCCTGCGTTTTAACATGAATCTTCCAGCCGCTCTTGTACAGAAAAAAACCCCGCTTAGATTTAGATCAATTACTGATTGCCACTCATCTGTTTTCATCCGTACCAAAAGCTTATCATGAGTAATACCTGCGTTATTCACTAGTACGTCGATATGCCCACTACGGTTTACTATTGTAGCGATCAAGTTCTCGACTTCTTGTTCAACTGCCACATTTGCTTGTAAAGCATATGCTTTACCGCCCATACTATGGATTGCTGCCACAATTTCATCAGCATCATTACGTGAATGCATGTAATTAACAACAACTTCTGCACCAAAGGTTGCAAGCTCTAGGGCAATAGCTCTTCCAATACCACGGCTGGATCCGGTCACTAAGATAGTTTGCCCCGAGAGTATATCCAAAGACAAGTTATTCATATGTGAATTGGTGTTAATCATACGACTATAATTCTATACCTTTTTATTAGGCTTTGTAAACGAGAGTTTCGTTATTAATTATTCCACTTTCCTAGTGTTATCTATCTAACTGAATAGATTATTATCCTCCAATCAAATTACATAAGTAAATGTGATATTAAAATCTCGAATTGATAATTGATAGGTTGATTAATAAGATTAAGCGTGTCATTAAATTTATGAGAGGAACTTTTTGTGCTGGTTTTAATTGCTGCGGCTGGTAGTGGTCGTCGGATAGGAAGTGATCGCAATAAATTATTATTAGCACTATCCGGAAAGCCAATTCTTGCTTGGACCCTTGAAGCTATTCTGACTTGCCCTGAAGTCACTTGGATAGGGGTGGCAGGACAAATTGAGGACCAACTTGCTATTGAAACAATTATTGCTCTAAAGGCACCAAATAAACCTGTTGCCTTTATCGAAGGAGGTAAAAGTAGACAGGAATCAGTCAGTCGAAGTTTGGCGGTTCTTCCCTCGGAGGCTAAAGATATTCTTATTCATGATGGTGCTCGTTGTTTAATTGAACCGGCATTAGTGAGCAACTGTAGTAAAGGAGTACATGGCGAAAGCGCAGTCATCGCTGCGATTCCTGTTGTTGACACTATTAAAGTTGTTAGTTCAAGTGGTCTCGTGTTGTCCACACCAAATCGCTCTGAACTTTGGTCGGCACAAACACCTCAAGGCTTTACTATTCAAAAGCTACGTCACGCACATGCTCATGCAGTATCTTCTGGTTGGGATGTAACAGATGATGCATCTATTTACGATCGATTAGGATGGCCAGTCCATGTAATAGAGTCGGTCCCAACCAATATTAAGATAACAACACAATATGACATCCTAATAGCAGAAGCAATTCTGTCGCAAAGAAAACAGTAACTAAATAGTGGAAAATGTAATCAATTATTCATATTAAAGAATGGAAAAATATAAATAGGGGGAAGAGTGCAACGATAGGGTGCTAATTATTTTGACATTCATGTCGCTCGACCAATTAATAAAGCGAGCAAGAGGAGTCCGCCCAAGTTAGCCTGACGAGTAAAATGCTGGCTATAGAAATAGCGAGGACGCTCATTACAATCTAGACTGATGGCCTCTTTTATCATTACACCGAATGTAACTCCCCAAAAAAGCCAAAATCCTCCATTGAGCTCTTGACTATTGGCAATAATAGCAATTATTATGCCGGCCAGCCCGTAACAAGTACCTACAATCAATCCTACATATCTTCCAAAGGTTAATGCACTACTTTTAATACCAATAGCTGCATCATCTCGTCTATCAGACATTGCATATGCTGTATCAAAACCAAAAGTCCATAATAATGTCGACAACCAGCAGCCCCATAGGGTGAAATCAGTACTAATATTACCTGTGATCATTCCCCATGGTATCAAGACTGCGAATCCCCAACAAAAAGCAAGAACAATTTGGGGCAATACTAGCCAGCGTTTAGCCGAAGGATATAGCAAAATTGGTATAATCGCGAAGCTAGCTAAAGTAATGGATAGTGAACGAACTTGTGTCGGAAGACATAAGACTATTTCAAGAGCACAACATAGAGCAAAAATTAATAAGATGATAGCTGCGGAATTGCTAATTCGGTTATTTGCTAGAGGGCGATCACGAGTTCGCTCTACTAATGGATCAATATGACGATCCCAAAGATCATTTGCGATGCATCCTGCAGCACTAACAGCTAAACCTCCTAAAACCACCATGATAAAAATACTTGGTGTTGGTGGTGCTATAGGTGCTAACCAAAGGGCCCAAGCAGCTGGCCAAATTAAAATCAAACGGCCAGTCGGCTTATCCCACCGAAGAAGCTCTATCCAAGCTCGAATTTTGGTCTTCATATTGTTAAGAACCATCGAATCAAAGACCTACTGTGAAATATCCTAAATCTAAATACTGACTACATAAAATATACTGAGACTAATAGTACAAAAGTCCTTAGCCGCAAAAGTATATATGTACTAAAAATGCTAGCTTAGCTTACATAAGCAGTTCATTCTAAGCATCAGTGCTGAGAGTATGGTATTTAAGTATTGATTGGATCCGGGCTGGCTATTCTAGTAGAATTTTATAGGTGATTTATGAAGCCCATCGGAAGTAATATAACTCTTGACCATTTTTAATAAGCAAAAAGTGCCAAGTGCAATCATTGTCAAGCTCATTACTTGAGCCATTCGTAAACCATTTTCACATAACGGTGCATTCCCAAGTAAGCAAAGAGGATCGCTACGAATACCTTCAATCCAAAATCTACCCAAACCATAGCTTATTAAATAAAAACATGTTAGGGTGCCATCCCTTAAATAAATTTTACCTTGGCTTATTCGATGAAATAAGACTAGCAGTAGTAGACATATGCTGAGATCCCAGCAGGATTCGTAAAGGAATGTAGGGTGGAAAAATTGCTGATTAATAAACAAAGACTGTCTACTATTGTATGGAATAGCTATCTTTAAGAACGAACTAGTTGGTAAACCAAAAGCCTCTGAATTGAAGAAATTCCCCCAACGGCCAATTGCTTGTCCCATCGCTATAGAAGGGACTAATATGTCTGTCAAAGTCAAGAATGAATGATTTTTACGATAAGAGAATACGGCCACAGTTAACGTACTACCTATTAACGCTCCATGGATAGCAATTCCCCCTTTCCAAACAGCTAGTATTTCTGACCAGTGATCGCAGTAATAATCCCATTGAAAGATTATATAATATATTCGTGCAAATAAAATGCTTACGACCACCATTACCGGTAAGATATCAGAAACAATGACAGGATTAACACGCCTTTGACATGCAAGTTTAGGAGATAAGTAAAGACCTAAAAGTATTGCCAAAGCAATAGACAAACTATACCAACGAATAAAAAAGGACCCAAGCTGCACTAGCATAGGTCCAGGGGATGTGAAAATGATTGGCACGTATTTTAATTTCTATATTTATATTGTGAAATCATGATAGTCCCTATCTTAAATTCCCTCAGCAGCCTGTACTTTCTCTATTTGTCTCTTCTTCAAGACTAACATTATCTGTGAGAAGGATACCATTGCGAAAAATGCCAACAGGCCGTATACACGCGCTGGGTTTTGTAAAACAATTTCAGTGTCCAGCTGTCCAAAACCACCTACATTTGGATCGTTAGTTAATGCTAAGCCAGCTTTGACTTTATCACCCACCTTAACGTTGAGGACTGGACCCACTGGTATGCTCTCGGTAAAAATATTACCATCATCAGTTTTAATCTCCACTATACTGGTTCCATTTTCTTCAGTATTTATAGCAGTCACCATACCTGCATTAGTAGCATTGTAGACAGTGTTGTTGCTCTTTTCACCAGTTGGATATACTTGACCTCGTCCCCTATTTCCGCCCACATGGATTGAATACTTGCCAAAATGGATCGAATTATCAACGGCTGGATCAGGCGACAAGATGGGGAAAACAATTTCCTGGTGCTTATCACCAGGAAGAGGTCCAACTAGTAATATATTAGGCTGATCATTGCTATAGGTAGTGTAGTACACTCCTTCTGTCTCTTCTTTCATTTCTTCTGTCCATCTATCTTGTGGTGCTAGGGTAAAGCCATCAGGAAGCATTACCACTGCACCTACTTGCAAAGGTACTTTGCTTCCATCTGCACCAATCTCCTGAACTTTGGTATCATAAGGTATATTAACCACAGCTTTAAAAACTGAGTCAGGCATTACAGCCTGTGGTATCTCAACCTGTGTAACTTTCTTTGCTAGATGGCAGTTAGCACAAACGATTTTGCCAGTTGCTTCTCTAGGTGAAGTATAATTTTGTTGTGCCCAAAAAGGATACGCAAAGGAGGCTTGTGGTGAGATAATTAACGATGCCAAAGCTAAGAGAGAACTTAGCAGTAAGGTGTAGCGACGAGACATAGCAACTAGGAAATGTTATGAGTAAATGGGGGGATTAAAAATGGCTACATCAAGTCCACCAAGGCTTTTCACCAGTGCGGAAATCAGTTTCATTCCACTGGCTAAGAAAAACAGTATCATTTTCAACAGACACATTAGCTAATGCTAAAGACAGAGGTGCAGGTCCTCTGACCACTTTACCAGTAGCATCATATTGACTGCCATGGCATGGACACATAAATTTGTTAGCCCCACTGTTCCATGGTACAACACACCCTAAATGTGTACAGATTGCATTAATGCCGTAATCAGTAATGGCTCCTTCGCCTTCCACTATAAGATAGGTTGGATCTCCTTTAAGCCCCTGTACGAGGTTGCGGCTACCAGGTTTATGAGTACTGAGCCAACCTGTTGCTGTAACAGTATTACCTAAATCATCCTTTGCAGTAACACCTCCGCCTGCACCCTGTGCCCGGGGTGGAATAAAGTAGTTCACCACTGGATATAAGGCACCAAGGGCTACTCCTGTAACTGAACCGAAAGTCAGCAGATTCATAAACTGCCGACGACCCATTCCGGGCACATCGCTCGATGAGAGTTGGGTCATGGCTGGCGCAGGCCGTAGTCAATTTGTGGTCCATTATGGATGTTGCCAGTCCCCGAATGTGCTTTGAAGATCAGGTTCTTATTAGGTTGGAACAAGATGTTGTGAATATAATTTTGATTGTGTTGTAAAAGGCAGTACTTTTCATGAAAATGCAATCATTGTTCGCAGTTCGAAAAAACTACATTATCTTAGAATTTAGATTATGGCGAGCGTTAATAAGCAGCAATAATATTTAATCAGGACTGCAATTGTATTATGGCGGATGGCTTAATATTTCACGGTAGATAATCACCTAAGATTATTGCTTATGATTATTTACTCAAATTTAGCTTGTCGACTAAGGCCACAAGAGACAGACCTATAAAAAAGAGAATCATTATAGCACTGGCAAGTATCAGCATAGTAATAGGATCTGTTGATGGGGTTAGTATCGCTCCCGCCAATGCCGCGGAGAGTACTACCCACCGCCATGAACTTATCATCATTTGGAGATTAATGATGCCCAGAATTCCTAACAATAATTGTAAAACTGGAAGCTGAAAAGCTATTGCTGTTGACAGCATAAGCAACAGGACAAAATCTAAATATCGTTCGATAGACCAAATAGGCTCAACAATATCAGCACCATAGCTGATTAGAAATTGTAGAGCAGCTGGAACTAAAGTAAACCACGCAAAGACTAGTCCACCAAGAAATAAGATTACTGAAGACGCAAGCGCGGGAGCTATAAGTTTTCGCTCCCGACGCGTAAGCCCAGGCAATATGAATGCTAATCCTTCAAAAACTATATAAGGTAATGCCAAAATTAAACCTGCGTATCCTGCAACCTTGAATGATACAAATAAAAACTCGCCAGGTGCTAATTGTAAGAATTTTACATTTCCGGCAGGCTTTTCTAATATTCTTACAAGAGGTTTTACTAAATCTAGACAACTAATAGTCGCTAATAGAAACACCATCAAACTACGTAGAATTCTTCGTCTGAGTTCTTCTAAATGACCTATCATGGTCATCTGAACTTCGTCAGGAAACTCCTCGAGCGAAGTATCTTGAAGTAAGGAAATTTTTAGTTTGGGATCTTGCATAAGGCTCTTTAATCTTTATTTGATCAGTGTATCTTCTGATGTTAACCTTCTGCACAACTAAAACACTAAAAGCCGAATCCCCAAATAAGAAAATATTGCACTCACATTAGTATAGATTAGCCTAACAAATTGTAGTTATGCTAAAGGAACTCAAGAATAAGATTATCTAATAATAGATACCACTTAATGATTAGCCTTCTAAATATACTTTGGTGAATTTTCTCGAGAAAAAACTGGCTTTTACCCAATTAAGACAAGCCTTAAATTAAAACACAATGAAGATTTAGAAAGGTTTATGTCATCTTGATTGGTCTAAGAAGGAATAATCTTTTACCTAAATTCATCGATGAATACTAAAAAGTGATTAGAATACCTATGATTAGTGGTCTTATAACATTAACAGGACCTAGTGGCGTAGGCAAAGGTACCTTGATTAAGAATTTAGTGGAACGTCATCCGTCTATTTGGCTCTCCATCTCTGCTACCACTCGCTTTCCACGGAAAGGAGAAGTTTATGGTAAGGATTATTTATTCTTGACACCTGAAGCATTTAAACAGGAAATACAAGCTAAAAGACTTTTAGAATGGGCTGAATTTTCAGGAAATTTTTATGGAACTCCCAAAGAACCGGTACTCATACAGTTAGGTCGTGGTCGCCCTGTAATCCTGGAAATAGAATTAGAAGGAGCTCGCCAAATTAGGGATTCATTTCCTGCTAGCTTTCAGATATTTATTGCACCTCCATCATTTGAAGAGCTAGAACACAGAATCCGATCAAGAAAAACAGAGAGCGAAGACTCTATTCGTAAACGATTAAAACAGGCAAAGATAGAAATAGAAGCTAGGGATGAGTTCGATGCTGTACTAATTAATAGAAATCTCGAGGAGACTCTATCTCAACTAGAGAGATTAATTGGAGTCAAATAAAAACACTTCAGGTAGAGGTCTGTTGAATCCTTTTACCTGAAGCGTTGAAATATTTTTTAAATGGTATTGTTAAAGGGGATGGAATAGTAAATCTGGGTAAAAGCGATTAAATTCAATCATTATCCCAGCTGTAAGCGTAAACCAAATAGCTGAGAATACGGGAGCTGTAGTTAGAAATTTTTTCATTGAAATGAAGAAATTGGTTTTTAAAGTAGGTTAATACTAACGAGGAGAAACTGTTATTTTGTTCTCATCCTCGGTGAGTTTTCCACTTGTAAATTCACCAAAGGCCGCAAGAGGCCATACTGCGGCAGCTAAGCAACTTTTTAGTGCTAAAGATACGTCTATCTGAATTTCTTTCATCGCTGCATTTTTGTCAGCGCGTGCTGCATTTAAATAAGTACGCCCTGCCCAGCCTATACAGCCAGTTATATAAAGAAACATAATACCAGGAATCATGAAGTCACCGGCATGGCTCCAACGACCATCCACTATTAGATGCGGTAACCCATCTTCACCACATAAAGCTTGACCATAGAGATCGAAACGAGCTTTTGCCTGAGGAGAATTAGCTACACTAGCTCGTTGTTGGAATCGGGCACTTTCAGCACAGGGAGTGAGCCCAGCGACGCCAGCCTTAGCCACTGGGGCGAAGCCAAAGATCAGCAAGGCCGAGAGGAGAACGGCGAAGAGACGGCGCATCGAATCGGAGTCCTATTTAACTGCCTCGTATAAGGCAGGATGTCACACAAAGAGAGTAAGAGAGTTCGCTGATCTCTATGCCTATCCTCCTGGCCCTCGAAACAAGTTGTGACGAGTCTGCGGTAGCTATAGTAACTCGTCAAAATGATACTACAACAGTATTGTCAAGTCTGATCATATCACAAGTTGCAGAACACTCGCAGTGGGGTGGAGTTGTTCCGGAAATAGCTTCTAGACGTCACTTGGAAGCGATCCCTGTGTTGATTGCACAAGCTTTTGCGCAGGCTAAGTGTAATTTTCATCATCTTAGCGGCATAGCGGCGACTGTGACTCCGGGGTTATCTGGATCCCTATTGGTAGGTTCTATTACTGCTCGTACTCTTGCAAGATTGCATAGACTACCTTTTATAGGTATTCATCATATAGAAGGTCATCTCTCATCTATACAGCTTGGAGATTCTTTGCCCTGTCATCCTTTTCTCGTTTTATTGGTCAGCGGCGGTCATACTGAGTTGATACGTGTTAACGGTACTGGTTCATATGTTAAACTAGGACGCAGTCACGATGATGCTGTCGGCGAAGCGTTTGATAAGGTAGCACGCTTATTAAAACTACCGTATCCTGGAGGACCGTCTATTCAAAGGATAGCACGATCAGGTGATGGGTCTAGATTTATACTACCAAAAGGACGTATTTCATTAGCCAATGGAGGATTTCACCCATATGATTTTAGCTTTAGTGGTCTAAAGACTTCAATACTGCGAGTAATTCAGGAGTTGCAGAGAAAAAGTTTTACTGTACCCAAGGCAGATATAGCAGCGAGTTTCGAGCAGAGCGTAGCAGAATTATTAGTGGAACGTACATGTAAGTGTGCTATTGATCAAAAACTCTCGAGCATTGTTTTAGTAGGTGGTGTAGCGGCCAACAGACGTTTACGTGCCCTGATGGAAAAAAGTGCGACGAATAAGGGATTAAAAACCTACTTAGCACCCTTAGAATATTGTACTGACAATGCGGCTATGATTGGTGTCGCTGGACTAGATAAACTCGAGAAATTTCCTAAAGGGAGTCCAACCCATATATCAGTTGTGGCTCGTCTAGATCTTAAGAGCATTAGTAGTCTATACAACAAGGAGGCTGAATTTTAACACTAATTCTTTAAATATAAGAAAATCAATATAATTATTACTTAGATTTATCTAAGAATTTGATCGATTGATTGACTCGGTTCAATTATAGTCAAGCTTAGCTGTTTTTCTTTGAATGAACGATTACTAAGTTGTTAGTCCTTCATTGATAATTCAGATAAGATTTTTAACTTTAGATAATGATTGGTAGAAAAATCAAGTGAGAAGAGAACCTTAAAAGAAGACTTAATTGATATTCTGTGCTTAGTATAACTCTCTAATTTATGTATATTGAATGCACAAGATTTAATTAGAATCTTACAGGAGTGGAACACTCATCAAAGATTAATCCGTTGGTATCTATAGTACTAGGTACACGACCCGAAGCAATTAAGCTAGCCCCAGTTATAATGTCTTTTCAAGAATGTACTGCTTTACAAACCCGAATAATATTTACTGGTCAACACCGAGAAATGGTGAACCAAATTATGGAATTGTTCGAAATCAGCCTTAGTAAAGACTTAGGTTTAAAGGTTACCGACCAGACGCCTTCCTACATTACTTCCTCAATTCTTCAAGAGCTTAAAGAAGAATTTCATACTCATCCGCCTAACCTTGTCCTTGTACAAGGGGATACAACTGCTGCCTTTGCATCGGCATTGACGGCTTTTTATGAACAGATTCCAGTAGCTCACATAGAGGCCGGTTTACGCACCAATAATATCTCTTACCCTTTTCCCGAAGAAGGTAATAGATGCTTAATCTCTCAGCTAACTAGTCTGCATTTTTCTCCTACCATACAATCGGCTGCCAATTTGCGAGCGGCAGGAGTGACAGGAGAAATTCATGTTACAGGTAATACGGTAATTGATTCTTTACTACTGGCAGCTAATAAGTCAACAGAATGTACCGTGGATGGATTGATTTGGGAGAACTATAAAGTGATTCTAGTTACGGTAAACAGGAGAGAAAATTGGGGTCCTCGTTTAAATGATATTGCACTTGGATTGTTAAGGCTACTTGAAATTTACCCTAATGTCGCTTTAGTATTCCCTCTTAACACGAATCCTATGGTGAGGGGACCTATTAAAAGCATACTTAATAACCATCCTAGAGCTTTTTTAATTGAACCTTTGGCTTATGATAAATGGATCACAGCAATGCGCAGCTGCACCTTAATATTAACAGACTCAGGAGGTATTCAAGAAGAGGCACCTACGTTTGGTAAACCTGTTCTTGTATTGAGAGATGCTACTGAACGGCTAGAATCAGTACAAGCCGGTACTGCACGATTAATAGGAACTAAGCCAATTGATATCGTTAAAGAAACCTCTATACTGATCGACAATCCGGAAGTCTATAGTATTATGTCGCGATCATATAATCCATTTGGGGATGGCCAAGCTAGTAATCGTATCTTGGCGGCGTCACGCGTCTTTTTAGATTGTTAGTTTTTATTTGTTTATGTTAATAATGTCAGCTTAATCTGATAATCATACACGGCTATTAACTGCTCGTACCACATAATTAAATAGGTTTACTTTGCTAATGACTCAAGCGTAACCTCGTAAAATGCAATTGTTTACAACAAGATCAGAATCTTTCTATGCTCAAGGCTGGAATTGTAGGTTTACCAAATGTTGGGAAGTCTACTTTATTTAATGCTCTTGTTGCCAATGCTCAAGCTCAAGCTGCTAACTTCCCTTTCTGTACAATTGAGCCAAATATAGGTACAGTCGCCGTTCCTGATGAACGGCTTCAATTGCTTTCCGATCTATCTCAATCAAAAGAGACAATACCAGCCCAGGTTAAGTTTGTTGACATTGCTGGTCTTGTCAAAGGAGCTAGTCGAGGGGAAGGGTTAGGCAACAAATTTTTAGCCAATATCCGTGAAGTTGACGCTATAGTACATGTTGTTCGTTGCTTCGATGATAGTAACGTAATTCATGTATCAGGTCAGGTGAACCCAATTGACGATATTGAAGTAACAAACCTAGAGTTAGCATTATCAGATTTAGCTCAGATTGAAAGACGTCGTGAACGTCTTAAAAAGCAATTACGAACTAATAGTGCATCAGAAGTAGAAGATAAAATTTTAGCAAGAGTTGCAGAGTCGCTAGAACAGGAGAAGCCTGCTCGTTCAGTAACTCTCAACGAAGAAGAACTATTATTAGTTAAGCCCTTGGGATTGCTTACGTTAAAACCTATTATTTATGCTCTAAATTTAAGTGAAGATGACTTAGCAAGAGGAAATAGCTATGTTAGCCTAGTAGAAGAGTTGGCCGTTCGAGAAGGTTCTCAAACTATACGTATTTCAGCTCAAGTCGAAGCGGAACTGATTGAATTATCATCTACCGAACGTATTGCCTACTTAAATAGTATAGGGGTTAAAGAAGGCGGGTTGAAAAATTTAATTCAGGCAACTTATCACCTATTAGGGTTACGCACATACTTTACTACTGGAGAGAAAGAAACACGTGCCTGGACTTTTCAAGCTGGAATGACAGCACCTCAAGCGGCTGGGATAATTCATACTGATTTTGAACGAGGATTTATTCGTGCACAAACAATTGGGTACCAAAAGCTTCTAGATGCTGGCTCCTTGTCTGAAGCTAGAAATAAAGGATGGTTACGTAGTGAAGGGAAAGAATATACAGTGGCTGACGGAGATGTCATGGAATTTCTTTTTAATACCTGAGAATATTAAGCACATTCCAGGTTAGACTTCTAGTGTAAATATATTCTTCTTGCATTCTGTTTGTACATAATCAAGATTGCCTAATATCAGCAATCAATCTGAGAATAATAGCCTGTTGATCAAGTCTATGATGTAGTAGGTTATTAGAGTGCTCGATCCTTTGTTTATTGGCAATTACTGCAAAAGTCTATCAAGCTTAGAGCTTGAGCCTGCATCATCTTTAAAATATTAAGAAAACCATTAGCCCTTGACGGAGTTAAATTAGCTTGTAGACCTGTTTGTGTAATAAATGCTGGGTCTATATTAACTACTTGACCAGGAGTCAACCCTTTAAATCCTTCGATTAATAATGCTAGTAAGCCTTTAGTGATTTGAGCATCTGAATCACCCTGCCAGTGAACAATGCCCCCTTTCAATTCAGCAACAATATATACGTTCGAAACACAACCTTTAACTTTAAATATATCTTGACGAAATTCTAAAGGTAATGGTTCCAACTTCTTTGCTAACCATAAAATATATTCGTAACGACGCTTTACATCATTAGTTCTTCGCAATCTCTTTAAGATATTATCAAGTTCTTCACTACCTGTACTTGTTAATATGTCAGACACTTTAATCTTATTGAGGTTTCATAACTCTAACTAAAGGTAGGTCAAAAAAGAAAGTCTATACTCACACAAGATGATTTTTCTCAAAATAAATTTGTATAGGGGTATTTAGGTGATGTTGCTTATCTTCGTTAAAACATAGCCTACAATTTTGGTAAGAGAGGTCAACACATTTCAATGTTAGCCTTTGGCGTTAATTATAACATAGTTAATCCCATCTCAGTGAACCAACCATGAAAGGGTATATCCCATGGTTCTGCAGGCAGTTGATTTACCTGACACGTTGCAGAGGCGACAACTATTGAGGTAATGCTACGCCAATCAGGTTTTGATCTTAAACGATCATAATAGCCACCTCCATAACCTAATCTAATCCCACGTTTATCAAATGCTAAACAAGGTGCCAGTAGAATCCCAACTTGACTGGGATGTAAGCGATATTGGTCAACAGGAGCCGGAAAGCCACAATCATCAGGGTATAAAGGATAACCTGGATACCAGGTATGCATATGTAACTGATGCTTTTTAGCGACGGGAAGAGCTACATGTATATTAGATTGTTGTGCAAGTCCTCGTAAATCAATTTCGCCTTGTAATGGCCAATAAAGACAAAGCCATTGGTTTTTGTTTAATAACGGCAAAAGTTCTTTTGAGGCTTTAGATAATATCAAATCTTGCCTTTTTACAGTTGATGAGCAACGTTTATGCAACCATTCATCACGAACTCTGATTTTATTAATGGTCACCGATGAAACCAGCCTGTAAGAGCAATAGCTAATGCATCGGCCGCATCATCAGGATGTGGAGGTAGCTTTAATCCTAACTCTGTCATTATGCTTTGAAGTACTTCTTTTTTGTGAGCATGTCCAAACCCTGTCAAGGTTAATTTGACTTGTAGTGGAGAAAATTCAACAACAGGAATCTTCAAAGATGCTAAAGTTAAAAGAATAACTCCGCGAACTTGTAGAATAGAAATAGTGTTACTGGAACGATAAAAAAAGAATTGTTCAACAGACGCTAGTTGAGGATGCCAAGTTTGTACTAAGGTCTGAAGGTCTTGAGCGATCTCAACCAGGCGATTACCTTCAGAATTAGACTTGTTAGTTCTTATAATGCCACATTCAATCATATCTTTTTTGTTAGGGTTAACATCAATAATTCCGTATCCTAAATGAGATAAACCTGGATCAATCCCTAAAATTCTCACGAAGATTAATATTAATTCAAGATAAATGAGTAGTAGATAATTTAATCAGCTAGAATCAATTCAAATGATTTTAGATCCTTGGGTTTAGGACGGTCAAATACTTCACAAAATACTTTGATAACTCGATCACCTGAATCAACTTGCTCTAATGGGTCTTTACGTAAACGATGCCGAAGACAAGAAACAGCTACTCGAGCAACGTCATCATCACTTACCTCAGTACGTCCCTCAAAAGCTGTTAGAGCCCGTGCGGCACGATTAATTACGATATCCCCCCGTAAACCATCTACATCCAATTCTCCACATAAAGCTGAGATACGTATACGAAGTTCTTCATCAATGGTGACCTGGGATAATCTATTTTGAGCCTCGACAATTCGACTTTCTAACAGATTTTGACTATCTTGAAGTTTTGCATGGAACCCTTCCGGGTCATTATCAAAACCAGTTCTTTGATCTACAACTTGGACTCGCAATTCTGGGTCTCTGACTGTCCGTACTTCAATGCTCATACCAAATCGATCTAGGAGTTGAGGCCGCAGTTCACCCTCTTCGGGATTACCCGAACCTATTAGTACAAATCGTGCGGGATGGCGAACAGAAATGCCTTCTCGCTCTACCGTATTCCATCCCGAAGCGGCCGAATCTAAAAGAACATCCACTAAATGATCATCTAGTAAATTCACTTCGTCCACGTATAATAAACCACGATTAGCCTTAGCTAGTAGACCTGGTTCAAAAGCTCTTACTCCTTCACTAAGAGCTTTCTCAATGTCTATTGTACCGCAGAGTCGATCTTCTGTCGCGCCTAACGGTAAATCAACCATTGGTACCTGACACTTTCCAATGTTAAGACTTTCTCCTCTCTCAATAATTTGTCGTATTTCCGTACTTTGCAAATCTGAGTCTGTTGGTGAGCTGTTATAAGGATCACCCAAAACAACCTCAATTTCCGGCAGCAAATCAGCCAACGCACGAACAGTCGTTGATTTACCAGTACCTCGATCTCCCATAATCATGACTCCGCCAATTCGAGGATCGATTACATTGAGGAGCAATGCAAGCTTCATTTCCTCCTGTCCTACAATTGCTGTGAAGGGGAAAACCTTTCTCTTACTCTGTTGACTCACGGGATACTTGACGCCAGTGAAAGAGATTGTTTCACAAGCAGTAAGCCAAAAAGTTATGATATGCTCAATTATTTAGATTTTATTACTGAGTACCTCTCTTAATCTTGAAAGATGATCTGTCAATTAAAGAAGCTTAGACTAGCCTTGCTAAGAAATGCTAATGCTACTCAATAAGTATATTGTTGCGTAAATATTTGTTTTTGTTCTAAAGGGGGTACGTGAATTTAACTATTTACTGTTTACTAAATTCCAGTATCATATGAACAAAATCTGGTAGAGACTTTTCCGTTTGTACTATAGCAAGTTGTCCCGAGGTATAGGGATTGAGTAATATAAAACACATTATATTTAAAATGAGTACATTAAGGAGGCAAATTGGTTGCGACTATTATTCCTCAGGTAACAACATTGGAATCGAAGCAGAAATCATATCTTGAATTAGATACTTTGATGTAAGATTATTTAAGGGTCCCTTTATTATAAAGCTAGCAATCATATGCTGACCATTGGGGAGAATTACTAGCCCAGTATCAGCATAAGTAATACTAAATTCGCCTATCTTGTTATATACTGTTGTCCCCTTAGTTGGAAAACCATTTACTTGAATATATTTTCTTCTCTGCATATCTCTGGATGGTATCCCCATTGATACATTCAGTCGAAGTGATGTAACTATTGTGTCGTAAAATAAATCTCGTGCATAGAGCCCAATATTTTTCCCTGCTATTAGATTTGACTGAATATAAACCAAGTCCCGGGTACTAATAGTATTCTCCCCCTTTAAATCAGGAAGTTCACGAGAAATAGATGTATGAGCTAATCCTAACTTGTTGAATTCCTTATTAATGTTTATATGATTTTCGAAGTATTTAAGGAGAAGGTTAATGGCATTATGGCTATTCATTTTTATCATCATAGCAAGAACTTCATTGATCTTGAGTTGAGGATCAATTGATTGGACATTTGAGCCATTATTAGAAGATATTTGTTCTTCTGATACATCTAAAAGCTTATCAACACTTAAAGATCCATTATCTAGTTCATTTATAGCAATCAACGCTAATGGAAACTTTATAAGATTATTTGCAGGTAAACGAAGATTGGAGTTTAACTCTGCATATCGTCCATCTTCTAAGACTAAAAGAAAAGCACTACTTGTAAGTTCAGGGCGATTTCTTGCCAATCTTGACCACTTTTCGTTTAGAGCTAAGAGTTTTTGACGTGGCTGAAAGACAGTCAAAGGGAAACCCTTTGTACCGCCATAAAGATGCAAAGATGGTACTACTTTACCAAAGCTAGGGATTAACTCTACAGCTATTCGCGATTTTTTCGGACTTGACTCTACTAACTTAAAGGACATTATTCGAAGACTAGTTCCTGTAAGTACACTGCAGCCAATACCTATAATTAATAATCGGAATAGTAACTGTAAAGGTTTCTTCCAACGCTGTAATTTTAAGGATGAGAATTGACCAAAGGACACGAGGTCTCTTTTCACATAAGTCTAAGAGGAATGATGATCTTTGGTTGCCCAATGCAACTGTCGCACCATACCTCGAAGAAGGGCCACTTCTGATCCGCAAATGCGACTACGTTTCAATAAAGCGCGTACCTTTTTCATACGGGCAGAAGAGGTATGTGGATAAAGAAAACCGACTTTTAGTAATAAATTTTTGGCATCATTAATGAAGCCTTCTAACTCTAAACAAGTAGCAGGCCTTTTATTAATTTGTGCTGATTTGACTGGAATTGATGTCTGATAAGTTTGTGTTAGTTCGTAAAGAACAATTGCAACTGCATGAGATAAGTTAAGGGAATTATATTCACAACGTGTTACTAATTTAAGAACCCGACCAGCAAGTGATAATTCATCATTACTGAGCCCGCGATCCTCTCGACCAAAGACGATCGCTGAGCAGCCATCTGTTGGACCGGATAACAACCATGATAAAGACTCCGCGGGACTATAGGTAGAGAAGTCGCTAGAACCTATTCTACCACTGCAGGCAACAATATTATTGCAGTCGGCTAATGCAGAAAATAAGTCGGGATAAATGATAGCATTATTGAGAATAGAGAGACCATGTACTGACATTTGTTTAGATCCAATAGCCAAAGGATTACAACATGGAGCTACTAAACGGAGTTCCTGAATACCAAAGTTTGCACATAATCGAGCTACACTACCTACATTTAAAGGACCTGCAGGTTGAACTAGTACTATTACAATAGAAGAAGCTCTATTTAAGATATCCATATAAGTAGTTAGCTTTGCCATTCCATATAACTATAACTCAGAAAAACTACTAAGCTTAGCTCATGCTGTGTTGTAAACAGCAAAGACATTTATTTTACGCAGGAAGCTTAATAAAAGTTTTAGCTCTCTTTATAAAAAAGAATTTTGCTCAGTAATTGAATAATGGTTAATGAAGAAGTGATCACATTAGAGGCTTTGGCATGAAACAATTGGAGGCGACTTATATTTCTTAGGTGCAGGATGATTGAACCTCTTCTGTGCGGCATTGTTCTTGGTTTAATTCCTGTAACTCTTACAGGACTTTTTGTAGCAGCTTGGAACCAGTACCGTCGTGGTGTTGCACTCGAAGGCTGAGATACAATAAAATAGTTTTACCATAATTGCGCCGATCTAATAGATTCCAGACTTGATCGTCAAATGGAAAGGTTGAATTATCACACTCAACCACTACGATTCCGTTAGAATTAAGCCACCGATATTGCGCGATCTTATAAAGAATGATCTCATAAACTCCGTCCGAATAGGGTGGGTCGATGTAAATTATATCAAAAGGTCTAACATGCCCTACTTGTGTATCCAGCCAGTGTAACGAATCCGTTTTGCATACAGCTATACTGCTCGGATAATTTATGCATTTCTGTGTGATTTGTAAATTGTACGTTGATGTAACAACAGGATTATATTCCTTATCCATTGCAACAACTGCTTTCACCCCTGCGAGCAAAGCCTCGCAGCTCATTATTCCACTTCCACAAAATAAATCTAGCCAGCGCGCATGTAATAATTTATGCTGCAATTTATTCATTACAGCAAATCTTACACGAGAAGTCGTGGGCCGTGTAACCATTCCTTTGGGACTTTGCAAATTCCGTCCATTACTTAGTTTCATGCTGTCTATACCTAGAATCCAAATACGCTATTACTTATATGATTACCCTGTATGGTGCACCTTAATTTCAGGATATATAGAGAAGGAATTACAATCGCCTCTAAAATCTGAAGATCAAAAAAGCTACTTTTAGCATAGATACATGAAAGCCTATATAAAATATTTACCTAACAATAACATAAGTTACCTGATGATTATAATACTAAAACCTTAAATCTCTTTAATGTACATGACTGCAACTATTGAAAGCCGATAGGATCAGCTAATATGTTTCTCTATGGTTACTGATAGTGTTGCTTTGGGAACAGCGCCTACGACAGTATCAACTTTTTGTCCATCGCTAAATATCATGAGAGTAGGAATACTCCGTATCCCGTATTGGCTAGCAATACTTGGGTTCTCATCAGTATTAAGTTTAAAAACTCTAAGCTTTCCTGCGAATTCTTTGGCAATCTCATCCACTATAGGTGCTAGCATCCTACAGGGACCACACCAAGGGGCCCAGAAGTCCACCAGCACAGGCACGTCACTTTTGAGTATTTCTGTCTCAAATGAGGCGTCGGTGACATCGGCGGCGCTAGACATTTCGTAAAACTCAGCTCGAGTTGACTCTAGCAAGTCTAAGTATGAGTTTTGAAAGAACAGATATATTCGTCGCAAAAAGACTTTATTTGATACGTTTTTAAGAGAATTTTGTATATTGAATTGAAATTTAGATAAGTGTCTAACCAACTAGTGTCATAATTTACTCTCTAAATATTTCCTCTATTTTCCCATACCTAGCTGCTGGGCTTTCTGATAAATTTTTCCTTCGGTTAATAATGAAGGGGCTATAATTATCTCTACTGACTGCATCTCAGTAAGCGTCCGAGCACCAAGAGTGCCCATAGATGTACGTAATGCTCCCACAAGGTTTTGGGTACCATCATCTATGCTCGCCGGTCCTTGAAGTATTTTCGCAAGAGTACCTGTAGTCCCTACTTTAATACGTGTACCACGAGGTAGCGTAGGGCTAGGTGTAGCCATACCCCAATGAAAGCCACGCCCAGGGGCTTCTAAAGCTCTGGCAAGTGGGGAACCGATCATCACAGCATCTGCACCACAGGCAATACACTTGCAAATATCTCCGCCTGTTATTATACCTCCATCTGCTATTATTGATACATATCGACCAGTTTCATCCTTAAATTTATCGCGTGCATACGCACAATCGGCTACTGCTGTTGCTTGAGGTACTCCAACGCCTAGGACGCCACGCGAGGTACATGCAGCTCCAGGACCAATGCCAACCATAATTCCTGCGGCCCCAGCTTCCATTAATTTCAAAGCGACTTCATAAGTAACACAATTACCTATAATTACTGGTATTTGCATATTTTTGCACAAACTTTTTAGATCAAGACTTTCTTGTTGATTTGTTGAGATATGCTCTGTTGATACAACTGTTGCTTGGACAAAAAATAAATCAGCTCCCGCTTCAGTTATGGTGTTATGAAATTTCATGGCTGCCAGTGGTGTACCACTAACAGCCGCTATTCCGCCCTGCTGCTTAATCTCTGTAATTCTTCGATGAATGAGACTAGTTTGTATCGGCTGTTGATAAATTTCTTGCATTAAGGGAACAAAAGCCTCTGTTCCTACAGAAGTGATACGTTCAAGTAGAGGAATCGGGTCCTCATAGCGAGTTTGAACTCCTTCAAGGTTTAGGACGCCAAGAGCTCCAAGTTTAGATAACTCAACAGCCATTCGGACATCAACAACACCATCCATAGCACTTGCAATTATTGGGACTTCTCGATGAATACCACCTATAGTCCAGCTACTATCAATTATATTTGGATCAACGGTACGTCCACTGGGCACTAGAGCAATTTCATCAATTCCATAAGCACGACGAACTGTTCGAAAAAGACCAAGCTGCACATTCATTTCACGATTGTCTCAGTATGGACAAGCTATCAAGCCATCCTTTAGTTTATTACTCTTGTACTTTATTCTTAGAAACTAAGGATATACCACAACTGTAATATTTTTCTCAGCTCTCCAACTCACAGAGTCGTTACATAGCGGTAACCATGTTTTTACTCAATATAGTTACCTCAACTTTTAAATCTATAACTTACCATATATTTCGCGAGAGACCATTGTGCTGATTCATAACTTAAAGTAAATTTAGTCTAATTATCTTTTTCACCTTTTAACAGAAGACAATTTCCTGTGAATTATAATTATAGCTTAATTTTTTGCATAGAGTAGCTATTTACACACGAACATCACTACAAGATCATACATTTTACTGTCCACGTAGTAATGTCGTGTCCCCAAAAAACTATCCTTGAAATTTCCTCTAATTGAAAATCTATTGGAAGTTTGACTAGGTACATGACTCAATAGATATTATCAGAGGGTGGCACGGAGTACACTATAGAAGGTTAGAATTCAGTAACAGTCTAGTCAATAGTAAAAGAATTCCATACACTAAATCAAAACACCCCTCAATACTCGTTTATTTAACCCTATTAGAACATCGTGAGAATTATTGAGTTAACTTTTAATGATAGTTAGTGACTTCGTATAGGTTGTCGAGATAGAATCTGAGTCCATGTAGAAGCGGGCATACATGCTGTATCCAACAGGGCCCGGAGAGTCTGACGGGCGGATCATCCAGACCGATCTCCGTAATGAAATGTCGCGCTCTTATCTAGAGTATGCAATGAGCGTGATTGTGGGACGGGCTTTGCCTGATGCTCGCGACGGATTAAAGCCCGTCCACCGGCGAATTTTATATGCGATGTACGAGCTAGGTCTTAGCAATGACCGTCCTTACAGAAAGTGTGCTCGGGTTGTTGGGGAAGTCCTCGGAAAGTATCATCCTCATGGGGATACAGCCGTCTATGATGCTTTAGTACGTATGGCTCAAGATTTTTCCATGCGTATGCCATTAATTGATGGACATGGGAATTTTGGATCAATTGACAACGACCCCCCGGCCGCAATGAGGTATACCGAGTCACGTCTCCAATCGTTAACAACAGCTAGCCTTCTCGAAGATATTGAATCAGAAACCGTTGATTTTATAGATAACTTCGATGGGTCTCAACACGAACCAACGGTTATGCCTGCCAGGATACCGCATTTGCTTTTGAATGGTTCTTCCGGCATAGCTGTTGGGATGGCAACAAATATTCCTCCCCATAACCTTGGCGAATTAATTGATGCGTTACTTGCGCTAATCGATAATCCTGAATTATTGGATCAGGCCTTGATGGCAATAGTTCCGGGGCCTGATTTTCCTACCGGAGGGCAAATCTTAGGACGCAAGGGCATCCGCGAAACTTACATGGCTGGTCGAGGTTCGATAACCATGCGAGGTGTTGCGTCAATCGAAACCCTGGAGGTTCAAGGTCGACCTGATCGGGATGCTGTCGTTATTATTGAGTTGCCTTACCAAACCAATAAAGCATCATTAATTGAACGGATTGCTGAGTTAGTGAATGATAAAAAATTGGATGGAATCTCCGATATCAGGGATGAAAGTGACCGTGATGGTATGAGAATAGTCGTAGAATTGCGTCGAGACGCTTATCCGCAAATAGTTCTCAATAACCTTTTTAAGTTAACTCCGTTACAGAGTAATTTCAGCGCATATATGCTAGCCTTAGTCAAGGGAGAACCAATATTACTTACACTTCGTCACATCCTAGAAGTATTTCTAGATTTTCGAGTTGAGACTATTGAAAGACGTACACGTTATTTATTACGTAAAGCCGAAGAAAGAAATCATATCCTTTTAGGATTATTAGTAGCATTGGATCAGCTTGATCCAATTATCTCTATCATCCGGGGAGCCCCTGATGCTTCAACAGCACGAAGAGAACTACAAGAGCATCATGGCCTCAGTGAAACTCAAGCTGATGCTATCTTGCAAATGCAATTGCGTCGCTTGACGGCACTTGAGGCTAATAAAATAAGAGTAGAACATGAAGAACTCGTGAATAGAGTAAATGAATATCAAGATATATTGAATCATCGTGATCGAGTATTGGAAATTATTAGCGAAGAATTAAAAGCATTACGAAATCGTTATCAATCTCCTCGACGTACCAAAATATTAGATATCGAAGGTGGCTTAGAGGATATTGATCTTATTGCAAATGAGCGTTCTGTTGTTCTTCTGACAGAAAGTGGTTATTTAAAACGCATGCCAGTCAATGAGTTTGAAGCTACAAACCGGGGTACTCGTGGAAAGGCTGGCACCAAGAATCAGGGAGATGAAGGGGTTAAACTTTTTATCAGTTGTAATGATCACAATACTCTACTGCTTTTCAGTGATCGAGGGGTATCATATGCACTTCCAGCTTATCATGTACCGATTAGTAGTCGTACAGCAAAGGGGACTCCAATCGTACAGCTTTTGCCAATCCCGCGTGAAGAGGAAATTACTTCTCTCCTATCTGTCAATGCATTTGAAGATCAAGTTCAGTTATTAATGCTAACGAATAATGGATTTATAAAACGTACACGTCTTTCCGCTTTCGCAAATATCAGATCGAACGGATTAATTGCTATTAACCTCGAAGAAGGCGATTCCCTGCGTTGGGTACGTCTGGCAGTTCCGGGCGACAGCGTATTAATCGGTTCTTTGAAGGGAATGACGATTCATTTCCGAATAATTGACGAGGAGTTAAGACCACTAGGACGTACTGCTCGCGGTGTACGTGCTATGAATCTGCGTGACAACGATAGTCTTGTAAGTATGGACGTACTACCAGCCGAGCTAGCAGATCAAGTTGCTAATAGTCTTGAAAGTAACATTGAAGAAGAAGATGGAACCGATGGTCATGAAACTTCAGAGACATCAGGGATAGATGGTCCTTGGGTATTAGTAGCCTCTGCGAGTGGGCTTGGCAAAAGAGTTCCTGTCAATCAGTTCAGGCTACAGCGTCGTGCTGGTATGGGCTTAAGAGCTATGAGATTCCGTAGAAAAGGTGATGTCCTTGTTGGGTTGAAGGTACTAGGATTACGTGAGGAACTACTACTTGTTAGTGAACGGGGAGTTATTGTACGGATGCAATCGGATCTGATTCCTCAACAATCTCGTGCTGCGACAGGCGTGCGTCTACAGAAGCTTGATGAAGGAGATCACTTAGCTGAAATAGTTGTAGTACCACCAATTCTTGAAGAAGATGATAATTCTCATGGGAGGGCTCGCCAAATACCCACAAATGAAAGTAATGACAGTCTCTGAACTATACTCCACCGAGAACAGAGCTAATTTTTAATGAATGTACCTACGGACGTATTAGTGATCGGTGCGGGACCAGCAGCTCTTGCGATTTCTAGTGAGTTATGTAAAAGAGGCGTAACAGTACAAGGGTTGGCATCTACTGATCCTACAAGACCCTGGAATAATACTTATGGTATTTGGGGTTTCGAAGTTGATAAATTGAGGCTATCTCACTTACTAAGTCATCGGTGGTCTAACTGTAATAGTCATTTCAGGATCCCAGCGACAAAACATAGAGCTGATTATGGTTTATTCGATAAACCTTTACTCCAGTCTCATTGGTTATCCTTAATTGATAGTGCAAATATGGTTTGGCATCAGGGGACCGCCGTAAGCCTTGAGCATTTTGAGAATTATAGTTCAGTAAATACAAAAGAAGGTTTTCATCTTAGTGCTCGATTGATAATCGAAGCAACTGGTCACCAATCACGATTTATTAGTCGTCCAATATCAAAGAATATTGCCTACCAAACAGCATATGGAATGGTAGGGCGTTTCTCGAAATCCCCTATTAATCCTGGACAATTCACTTTAATGGATTATTATAACTCAGGTTCTAGGTTCGATTCTGATGACAATTATCCACCAACGTTTCTTTATGCAATGGATTTTGGGGAAGATATTTATTTCCTGGAGGAAACCTCACTTGCATTTACAAATCCAGTAACATATGATATTTTGCAGCGTAAACTACAGACAAAATTAAATAGGAAAGAGATCTCGATTTTGGAAGTTTATCATGAGGAGTTTTGTGCATTCCCAATGAACTTGCCATTACCTTATCTAAATCAACAAGTGGTTGGTTTCGGTGCGGCTGCAAGTATGGTGCATCCTGCTTCCGGTTATACGATAGGTAATATTCTTAGATCAGCTCCACTCCTTGCTCAATCTATATCAGACAATTTGATGAAATCTAATTGTTCTTCAAGTCAACTAGCTTGTGAAGCCTGGACCACGCTATGGTCTCAGAACTCCATTCAATGCCATCGGATTTTTCAGTTTGGATTAGAAAAATTAATGCGTTTTTCAGAACCACAACTATTAGACTTCTTTGATACTTTTTTTAGTTTACCCTTACCACAATGGTCAGGTTTTCTAACTAACACTTTGACTATAGGCCAACTAAGCGGTGCTATGATAAACCTATTCCTAAAAGCTCCTTGGTCTGTACGTAAAGGATTAATGGAGTTTCGAGGACAAGAGACCGAACTTATGTTAAAGATCTTGTTGAATTCTATGAAATAAAGTTAGACTCTGACTTATGAATTCAATATCGGGCAATAGCTAAATTACAATATGCTAAGGGTATCTATACCACCTTGCATTGTTTGCCCCTTCTGTTAAAGGGTTGAGATATCTCAATGCACTCTAGAATTGAATCAATTGATATTTAGTTTGGTTGGTACAATTATGGCAAAGGATCCTTCCAGAGTACTAATTTTTGATACCACACTAAGGGATGGTGAGCAGTCTCCTGGAGCTAGCCTTAACTTGGAAGAGAAACTTGCCATCGCTCAACAACTAGCACGACTCAAGGTAGATGTTATAGAAGCCGGTTTTCCATTCTCCAGCTCTGGAGACTTCAATGCTGTTCAACGTATAGCAGATACAATTGGTACAGAAGATGGACCTGTAATTTGTGGATTAGCTAGAGCCGCTGAAAAAGATATAAAGACTTGTGCTGAAGCTGTTGCACCAGCTATACATAGGCGGATTCATACCTTCATTGCAACAAGTGATATTCATTTGAAGCATAAACTTCGTAAACAGCGATCTGATGTACTAAAAATCGTCAATGATATGGTTGCATATGCTCGTTCTTTTGTTGATGATATCGAATTTTCCTGTGAAGATGCTGGTCGCAGTGATCCAGATTTTATGTATGAGGTGATACAGACTGCTATAGAGGCGGGGGCAACTACTATTAATGTGCCTGATACTGTTGGTTATACGACACCAGCAGAGTTCGGTGATCTGATCTCAGGTATTAATTTAAATGTACCAAATATTGATAAGGCTATTATTTCAGTTCATGGTCATAATGATTTGGGATTAGCTGTGGCCAATTTTCTTGAGGCAATCAAAAATGGAGCTCGACAACTTGAGTGTACTATTAATGGTATCGGAGAACGTGCAGGTAATGCATCACTTGAAGAACTTGTTATGGCAATGCATGTACGCCGCTCATATTTTAATCCTTTTCTAGGTCGTACCGCTGATAGTACCCAGCCTCTGACTAACATTTGCACTAAAGAAATATATAAAACTTCGAGACTTGTATCTAACCTCACAGGCATGACAGTTCAACCTAATAAGGCTATTGTTGGCGCCAATGCTTTTGCTCATGAGTCCGGAATTCACCAGGATGGTGTCCTAAAAAATCGTCTTACTTACGAAATTATCGATGCTCGGACCATAGGGCTTGCGGACAATCGTATCTCTTTAGGAAAGCTAAGTGGTAGAAGTGCTGTCCGTGCTCGCTTGGAAGAATTAGGTTATACACTAAATCAAGAGGATCTGAATGATGCCTTTTCAAGATTTAAGGAATTAGCTGATCGTAAAAGAGAGATTACTGATAGAGACTTAGAGGCTATTATCAGTGAGCAAGTTCAGCAACCCGAAGCCTTTTACACACTAAAATTAGTACAAGTGAGTTGTGGCAGTACTTTACGTCCTACCGCCACGGTTACATTACAGCTAGCTGATGGTACAGAGCTAACAAAAGCATCCATTGGTACAGGACCGGTAGATGCTGTATACCAAGCTCTTAACCATCTTGCTCAAGTACCAAATGAGTTGGTTGAATTTAGTGTTAAATCTGTTACGGAAGGAATTGATGCCATGGGAGAAGTAACCATACGTTTACGACATCAGAATGTTCTTTACTCTGGTCATGCTGCTGATACAGACATAGTGGTTGCGGCAGCTCAAGCATTCGTGAATGCTTTAAACCGACTCGTGGCGGGCAGTAAAAGTATTACTCTTCATCCTCAAAAAACAGAGATTTTGTAATAATATTGGCAAACCCAAAATTCTGCGAGCGCCATTTCTACTTTTTTGTTCTATAAATTCAACAGAATGTAATATTCTTTGCAATTTTAGCAGAGTGTGCGGTATGATTGAACTAACCGTATATTATTTATGGCCACAACTCCCCTACCTCTTGAATTGTTGGGTTATGGTGCAGCAATACTAACTACAGCCAGTTTTTTCCCACAAGCTTTAAAGACTCTAAAGAGTGGAGATACTAGTGCCATTTCTCTTCGAATGTATGCACTGTTCACCCTAGGCGTGGCTTGCTGGGGTATATATGGTGCACTAACAGGGAATGGACCTGTTCTCGTAGCCAATGCTGTTACGCTATTGCCTGCTGGAATTGTACTAGAACGAAAAATTCGTGCTGAGCAAACGCGGTTGGGATTAGCATGGCGTAAGCGGGGTCAGGAGGAAGAGACTTAAGATTGTATACCTACTCAAATCTTAACTGATCCTGAACATAGTTTGTACACACTAAGCTGAATTATGAGAAAATAATTCCTATCTTACTGGTCCCTTTATACTCTTAATAGGCTCCAATATAAGTAGCACTAAGATGAATACATCTTAGTGCTACTTATATTGGAAGACGTATTGAGGATGTATTGGATTTATACTCAATTTGACGTACGGAATCTAACTTAACTGTCACTGTCTAGGAGTATTTACGGCTTTCAACAATTTTATAGTTACAACATCAAGTCACTTTATTCACAATTGAATATTTTCATAAGGTATCTTTTGGGATACAATTAGGCTGTAAACAGCGACTTTTATGATCTGATTTTCAATCATCCAATATTCTCTTAAAATATTAACCTAATACTTCACCCTACCCTGAAAAGATTTATTAATTAAACACAAACATTATGGCCTTTCACATAAACGGACGTAGATTAGCGTCCGAAATCGAGCAGCATTTGGCTGCCGTTATACAACGACATCAGAATCGTGCAGGAAGACCTCCTGGGTTAGCTGTGTTAAGAATAGGGGATGACCCCGCGAGTGGTGTATATGTAAATAATAAAGAGAAGGCCTGTGAGCGCATCGGAATTAGTCGCCATGGAGCTCATATATCTAAAGACATAACTTTAGAAGAAATGCTTCATGTTATTCATTCTATGAATGAGGATCCACTCATTGATGCTATTCTACTGCAGCTGCCTTTACCATCTTCACTAGATCCAGGTATTTTACTCGAAGCTATTAGTCCTGAGAAAGATGCTGACGGACTACATACCCTTAATTTAGGACGATTGTTAAAAGGAGAACCCGGCCCTCGCAGTTGTACGCCTAGTGGTATCATGGCCTTATTGGCAAATAATAAGATTCCGCTAGAGGGTCAACATGCTGTAGTCATAGGTAGAAGTATTTTAGTAGGAAAGCCAATGGCATTGATGTTACAATCTGCAAATGCTACTGTAACGATGGCACATTCACATACTATTGACTTGAGTAGCATTACTCGTCAGGCTGATATACTAGTTGTTGCAGCTGGCAGTCCTCAACTGATAGGGGCACGGCATATTAAGCCTAACGCGGTAGTGATAGATGTCGGTATTCATCGAGTCCCTATTGACGAGATCACAGAAAATGGGAGCAAGTCCTACTTATGTGGGGATATTAACAGTAATGAACTGGAAGAGATAGCATCAGCCTTGACACCAGTACCTGGTGGTGTAGGCCCAATGACAGTGGCAATGCTTCTGACAAACACAGTGATGAATTGGGGGAATCGTTGCACTCTTGACAACCCTTTAGAAGATCTTGTTAGTTTCTGAACAATTTCCTTACATGGCCTGAGAGAATCTCTAGAAAGCATGTAAGCCAATGGTTGCGGCGGTGAGAACGGAATTTGATTTCGCTGCCTATTTGAGCACTGCTCGCCAGAGTGTTGAATTAGCCCTTGATGAGTCTTTAGGCATTGAACAGCCAAATAGTCTCTCGGAAGCTATGCGTTACTCTTTATTGGCAGGAGGTAAACGGTTGCGTCCAATTTTGTGTTTGGCAGCCTGTCAATTAGCAGGTGGCACCATTACTGCAGCAATGCCAACAGCTGTAGCAATAGAAATGATTCATACCATGTCATTAATACATGATGACCTTCCGGCAATGGACAATGATGATTTACGCCGCGGTCGTCCTACTAACCATAAAGTATATGGAGAGGCTACAGCGATTCTTGCAGGAGATGCACTATTAACACGAGCGTTTGAACTTGTTGCCTTGCGCAGTCCCGAGGTTCCCGCTGAATGTTTACTTAAAGTTATAGGAGAATTATCGTTAGCATCTGGTGCACAAGGATTAGTAGGAGGTCAAATTGTTGACCTAGAGAGTGAAGGAAAAGAAGTTGATCTAAATACCCTGGAGTATATTCATCTTCATAAAACTGGGGCATTATTATCAGCTTCCGTGATTGCAGGAGGACTTATCGGTGGGGCCAACGATGAATTATTAAAAGCTTTAAGTACTTATGCTAGAGGAATTGGATTAGCATTTCAGATTATTGATGATATCCTTGATGTCACAGCAAGCAGTGATATACTTGGAAAAACGGCAGGTAAGGATTTGATAGCCGACAAAACTACCTATCCAAAACTCCTGGGATTAGAAGCTTCTCGTGAACGAGCTGATCAATTAGTCACACAAGCAAAACAAGGTCTTGCTCCATGGGAAGATAGAGCGACTCCATTACTAGCCTTAGCTGATTACATTACAGGGCGTGATCGATGATGACTAGTAATGGAGTCGCAACTTTACTGCAAGATTTTTTAAATAACGGGACTCTCGCGTGGGCTCTAATTGCTTGCGGTTTGGCTCAGGTTTCTAAACTACTAATAGAAATTACTTATTATAAACGTTGGCGTCCAGCTGTTTTGATTGAGACTGGTGGTATGCCCTCTAGTCATTCAGCATTAATTAGTGGCACTGCTGCCGGTATTGGCTGGGAACAAGGTGTGAATGATCCCTTATTTGCTCTATCAGTAGCAATTGCCTTCATAATCATGTATGATGCAAGTGGGATCAGAAAAGCTGCTGGAAATATATCCTACCGTTTCAATTCTTTACCAGATGAATTGTGGAATGGAGTTTCACCACACCCACTAAAGGAAAATCTTGGTCACACTCGACTTGAAGTATTAGTAGGAAGCATCCTAGGACCTACGGTTGTTTTGGCTGGTCTAGCATTGGAAGGTTCCCCCTTGAATATTATTAATAGGTTTGTATGAATTGAATGCCTATAAAATTGCTCAGCCAATGTAGATACCGTTCAGTATTTAACACTGAATAATTGGACATCTGGATGAGTAATAGTACAAGACTGTTACGAGCTTTGATGTTATATAACCCATGTAATTAATTAAGATAAGTCTATGATGTAAGCGAAACTTACATATAAAAACGTAAGGCAATCTATTATGAAAAACTTTCATAATAGATTGCCTAGAAACACGTGATTTTTATCTCCTTACTATCAGCCGCAAAATCCAATTAGTATTCGATCATCAAATTAGTAAGTCTCTACATGCCATCTTTCAGCTTTTTTAAGTTGAGGTCTTAATTCTGACCAATCCAAACCTTTCGCTGCGGCTGCTTCTGTCATTGCTTTATCAATGCCTGGCTCCATACCTCGCAATCCACACATGTACACATGGGTTTTAGGATCTTCAATCATTCGGAAGATCTCTTGAGCATATTCTGTTACGCGATCTTGTATATACATCCGTCCCCCACTAGGGTTTGTCTGCTCACGACTGATAGCCTTAGTGTAACGGAAATTGTCAGGAAACCCGCTTTGATAACGGTTAAAATCATCATCGTATAATAAGTTGGCTGTAGTAGGTGCACCCATAAACAGCCAAGCTTTACCTCGGAACTGATATTCAGGGTTTTTAGCACGCTCGCCTGGCTCAAACATTCGACGAAGGTAAGTCCTCATCGGAGCTATTCCAGTTCCTGTGGCTAGCATGATAACATTTGCTGTCTCATCAGCCGGTAAAAGCATTTCTTTTCCGACCGGGCCTGTAATCTTAACCTTTGCACCAGGTTTAATATCACACAGGAATGTTGAGCATACTCCATTAATAGTTTCACCATCCTTCTCATACTGCAATTGTCGCACACATAATGAGATGGTATTATCTTTCAGATCATCACCATGTCTTGTGCTGGCTATAGAATAAAGGCGAAGCTTATGTGGTTTACCGCTGGCGTCAGTACCGTCAGGAATAATACCAATACTTTGCCCTTCCACATAGCGTAAATTTCCTCCGGATAAATCAAATATTATGTGATTAACACGGCCAATTGCTCCCGGAGCGAGCAGGCTATAGTTCTCGAGTACTGTACCGATGAAAGGCTCTTTAGGTTTGTAAAGATTTACTGGTACATCAGCATGACCTGACTTTGCAGGGGGTGCGGACTGGTTAACAGGTGTCGTCACAGAAGCGGATGGAACATTAGATGTTGTTGCAGGAGTAGCCTCAGAATAAGGGATTACTGCTTTGATCTTACCTCCTTTAGAAGTTATCAGCCGAATAGAAACCTGAAGTTGCGAGAAAGGGACAATGAAATGTTTTTCAGCCTGACGTTGCTTGCCAATACCTAATCCAACGACAACCAAAGTAAAGGTGCGTGTATCAGACTGGCGGTAAGAGGCGGTCGTCACACGCATCGTTAACAACACTCAATCGGAACTGCAGGGATTATAGGCATGTTCTTTGAGAAGAGTTAAGTTTGGCCACTAGGTTCTAAAAACTATAATCGAGCTCTAGCTCAAAATTAAGTATTAAGCTGTACTTGGTTTTGGACCTATACGCCCTTACTACTTAGCGTAGCTTTTAACGATAAATCATTTGAACACATTTGGACTTCCTATCTTTTGAGGACGATTCAGTGGACAAACAAATAATTGAACGCTTCTCAGAAGGGTGTCGTAGGCTAGTTGTTAGATTACAAACCAACGTAGCTCCTGAGATTCTTTGGAATGTCTTAACTGATTATGATAATCTCAGTCGTTTTATTCCTAATCTTGCATTGAGTAAGTTACTCTGGAGGCGCAATAATATCGTTGAAGTTAAGCAAATTGGAAGTCAAAAACTTTTAGGATTAAAATTTTCAGCTCAAGTTAGTCTGAAGATCGTAGAATATCCTCAGGATGGACGACTGGATTTTTCTATGCTTCAAGGAGATTTCCGCCGTTTTGAAGGTTTTTGGCAAGTAGGACAAGTCGATGAGTTCACAAGTCTTACTTACCACTTAATTGTACGAGGAGCTATTGGAATGCCTATTTCATTGATCGAGCAGCGCTTAAGAAAAGATATTTGTTCCAACTTAAAGGCTATCAATGAGGAAGCGCAAAAGCGGTCAACAAATTAGACGTAAAGTTACTAAATCTAGACTTGAGCTATAGTTTTTTCGTGACATATATGCATATAATCTTTTTCTTAATACCCCCAAGGGGATTCGAACCCCTGTCGCCTCCGTGAAAGGGAGGTGTCCTAGGCCTCTAGACGATGGGGGCAAAACCATCACTGCGAGGTAATAAGATTCTCACAGCAAACTAAGACTACGGTAGGAAGGAGCTCTTCGTCAAGACACTGTCTATAGAGTTATGTGTTTCCTCAACAGAATTATGTAATAAGAAGCTCGTAACAAGTAAAATGGACTAATAGAAAAATGATACGGAATGCTACATTGATTGAGCCCTTCAAATATTGATGCCATGTGATCGCATATTAAACTAATCTTTATATGTTTAGTAAGTTTATCGCTAGACTATCGCTACGGTTAATCCTAAGTGTAGGATTCGTCCGTATTATAGCAGATATACTAATTAATATAACTTATCTAAACATAGAGCTGACGGAACTTTCTTCATGAATCCGCCAAATAGCTTCTCCCAACATATTTGCGACTGATAGTACTTGGAGCTGAGGAAATCTACGTTCAGAACTAATAGGAATACTGTTCGTAACCAGTATTTCTTCGAACAAACCTTCTTCGGATAGCCTTTCGATTGCAGGATGGGACAATACTGCATGAGTCGCACAAGCAATTACGCTTGCAGCGCCTCTTCTTTTTAGTAACCTTGCTCCTTGGCAAATGGTTCCCGCAGTATCTATCATATCATCAATTAGTACCGCTGTTTTACCTCGCACATCTCCGATAACGGTGAGGCTCTCGGCTACATTGTGTGCAGAACGACGCTTATCGATAATAGCCAAAGGCGCATCATTCATTTGTTTGGCAAAGGCCCTGGCACGAGCTACGCCACCAACATCCGGTGACACAATTACCATGTCTTTCAACTTACGAGTATAAAGATAGTCGACCATTACAGGTGAACCATAAATATGGTCACAGGGAATATCAAAATAGCCCTGAATTTGAGCTGAATGGAGATCCATAGCTAATACACGATTCACTCCAGACTGAACAAGTAAGTTGGCTATTAATTTGGCTGTAATCGATTCTCGACCCGCTGTTTTACGGTCAGCTCTAGCATATCCGTAATAAGGCATCACGGCAGTGATCTGCCGAGCAGATGCCCTTCTACAAGCGTCTGCCATAATCAGTAGCTCCATGATATTGTCATTAACCGGAGCACAGGTAGGTTGTATTAAAAATACATCACACCCACGTATAGATTCCTGGATCTGAATGTAGAGTTCGCCATCAGCAAAATGTTTACATACCTTAGGCCCACCGGGAACTCCAAGATAATCGGCGATTTCGTTTGCTAAAGTTGGATTGGAAGTCCCACTAAAAATTCTCAAGCGGCGGTTGTCTTGAGGAATTCTATTCTGATGCCCAGTCCAACTAGTCACGGGAAACCCGATCGAGATAGTGTTATACCCTACGCCAAAAGGCTCCATTTTTTCGTATTATGACTTTCTCTGCAAAACTTTCTGCCTCTCCAGGCGGCAGTAGTCTCATCGCATTAACGGACAGTAATAATGTATTGAAGAATGAGACAGAATACCAATACCTGTCCAGACAACTTTCTTTGATGTATCAGCAGGTTGATCCTATAATGGACCCTTATAAAATTGTTAAAGAATTGCAAAGTAAAAGAGTTCCGCGGTTGGTGATTCTTATGAGAGATATGTCCCAAGCTCTAGGATTATCAGTCAAATGGCTCAAGGTTCTTGGAGCAACACAGCAGCCATGCATACTCTTAGTGTCTGATCCAGATAGCGATTCGATAGGGAATAACGCCGCAGCTCATCAAGCTTTATTAGAGCAACATGGTGTTCCATTGGTAGGAATACTGCAGATAGGAGGTATATGGAATCCTATAGAGCGTCGGTGTGATGGACTATCTTGGTGTGGTTGGTGGCAGGGACTTAAAGCATCATCTGAGAGTAAGGAAATCTCAGAATTGGAAACAATATACAGTATTCGTAAACGTTGGTCACAAGTGATGAACGATAGTCTTCTAGAAACTCAAAATTAATTTTCTCCCCCCATCCAATAACTATATTAACATCAGTGACTCTGCTTAGAAACTGTAACAAATATTCACCCTTTTATTCCTAAATGGGATTTCCTTAACATGTAATGGAGGGCTGTTATTGAGCACAGCCGCTGCCACAGTTAAAGCTTCAGCTTCATCCAAATTAGTATCAATTTCGGTTGAAAACTTACTTAATAAGTGTGGAACTTGTAATAGTAAATCTGGCCTATATAATTTCTGTCTTATTAGTCCTTTTAGCTTTTCATTATCTTTGTAAACAGAATTTTCATTACTCACTTTTCTTAATTGCTCTCTTCGGTCTCTCGTAATAGAATGATTAAAAGAGTCTGATATCCGGGTCAATAATGAATGCTGAATGCCTTGAGTATTATTAAGCAATCTTGCGACGAAGTTACTAGGCATAATCAGATACCGAGTGGGTCGACGTGGTAACTTTGTAGCTTTTTCTAGTGCATCTATCATAAGGTTAATGTTCCCTAGTTGATAAATTTCTTCGATCAGAAGAGGGCTTATTTGTCCTGGTAATTGAATTCTCATTTCTTTGGGAAAAACAAGGATCTCTACTGGATTATACTTTTGTATAACTAACAGTAAAATATTTGGATTATGGTTGATGACAGAATTATCAGCCGTAATAGGCTCTCTTGCGCAAATTAAAAGTACAATAGGCTTTTCAAATGTCGTCAAGACTCTCCTGGGTATTGTATAAACGTTCTCTAGATAATTGTGTTTATTAGATGGCCAAACAATTTTGAATATTAACGAACACAATAGAAAGGTTTTAAAGATAAGGATGAATGACACCTTGCCAACATGATAAAGTGGGATATGGTATTCATAAACTGAGCTATTAATTGTATTATCTTTTATATATTCCTTGAGTTGTTTGTTTGGTTCCATACAGGATAGAAAAATAAATTAATGTTTTAGGGGGCAAGGTCTACAGATATGTTTAGAAAGTGACAAGATTCAAGTCATAATAATGACAACCCTTTCAAACAACGTCGCTGACCTCGCACCTCACGATCGAACAAGGCCTTTAAAGAAAGGCAAAGTAAAGCCCGCTAGAGATCTATGTAGTGAGTGTGGTCTATGTGATAGTCGATGGGTTGCATATGTAAAACAGGCCTGTCCCTTTTTACATCAGCAGTTTGAAGCTATGGAACTTCAAGTTCATGGCCGTAGCAGAAATCTAGATTTAGAAGAAGAATTATATTTCGGTGTATATCAGCGCATGCTGACTGCTCGGCTCAAGCAACCTATTATAGGTGCCCAATGGACAGGTATAGTAAGTCGGTTAAGTATTAAAGCGATCGAGACAGGTCTTGTAGATGCCGTACTTTGTGTTCAGCAAAGTGAAGAAGATCGGTTTACTCCAGTGCCTATTTTGGCAAGAACTGCTGATGAAATCCTTGCCGCACGGGTGAACAAAGCTACTCTTTCGCCTAATCTAGAAGTCTTAGAACAATTATCAGGGAGTAACATTAAACGCCTATTAGTGATAGGTGTGGGCTGTCAAACTCAAGCGTTCAGAGCAATTCAAAATACACTGCCACTAGATGAAGTCTACGTTTTAGGTATGCCGTGTGTTGATAATGTAAGTAGAGCAGGCTTGGAGACTTTTTTAAAAAGTACTAGTAAATCTCCAGATACGGTAATTCACTATGAATTTATGCAAGATTTCTATATTCACTTTCATCACAGTAATGGGAAGAGTGAAGTAGTACCTTTTTTTGGCCTCGATACACCTAAAGTTAAAGATATATTTGCGCCCAGTTGCCTGAGTTGTTTTGATTATGTTAATGCAGGTGCAGACTTGGTAATAGGTTATATGGGCGCTAGGTTTGGGTATCAATGGCTGACTGTACGCAATTCTCGCGGCGAACAATTGTTACAATTAGTGGAGCCGGAATTGGAAATTCAACCTGTAACAAGTAGTGGCAATCGATATGCTGCAGTACAACAAGGTATAGATGCTTATAATCAGTCCATTAGCTTACCTTCGTGGATGGCCAGGATAGTTGGCTGGTTCGTACAACGTATTGGTCCACAAGGGTTAGAATATAGTCGTTTCTCCATTGACTCACATTTTACTCGTAATGCTCTGTGGGTATGGCGTCACCATGGTGAAAAGGCTGAAAAGCATATTCCACTATTCGCAAAGAAAATAGTTTCTCAGTATCGATTACCCTCCTAACCTCAGATACTCAAAATCTTATATATCCGTTCCAATATAAGCGAACTCCGAGTTACAAAATTCTTTCAAGCTCATGATGCTTTTCGGGGATACTTAATAGCAATATGCACGGAATTCTCGTTTAGTTGTTTACTTGATCATGCGAAGACCCCTAAGTAACCAGGACTCATCTTCCTGGAAGCAACCTTGACCATTCAGCGAAGTCAAGCACTCTCCAGTAACCCTCGGGTAAAGATCCCAGGTTTATTGACGCAATACTCACACGTTGAAGATCTAAAACTGGATGGCCAAGTAGTTCCGCTGTCCGTCGAATTTGCCGTTTACGCCCCTCTGTCAAGGTGAGTTCGAGAAGTGTTGAATTTCTTTTTGTACTCTTGACCTTGATATTGGATTTATTGGTAAGGGCTCCATCTATAAAGATGCCTTCTTTCCATTGTCTAAGCACATTAGAATTAAGATAACCCTTAACCCAAACCTTATAAGTTTTACTGTGTAAATAGCGTGGATGAGTTAGTTGTAAATTTAGTTCCCCACTAGTGGTCAACAAAAGTGCACCTCGACTATTAGAGTCAAGACGGCCTATGGGATATAATCTCTGACCAGAATACATATATGCTGGAATTAGATCTAGAATAGTTGGACGACCTTGGGGGTCCTTGCAGCTACTAATTACTCCTATAGGTTTGTTAACTAATAAGGTAATAGAAGACATAGGCGATCGTATAGTTTTCTCATTCACTTCAATATGATCACTAGATTGTACGCAATCCCCAAGAGATGCAATATGTCCATTAACTTTGACACGCCCTTCCCGTATCAAATCTTCAGCTTGACGTCGTGAGCATAATCCTGATGTTGCTATTACTTTTTGTAGGCGTTGTAAAATCATATCGTGAGTCTCTATATATTCAATATAACAACTAAAGACAGCATAACTTTTAGGAAAATCGATAAATCAGAAAGACAATACCAATGTTATTGCTGATAATATTTCTTGAGTCCCTTTAATTTATTAAGAATTTAGTGTATTACTTAGAAGAACTGATCAAAGTTGTCAAAGTCGACAACTTTAAATTCACCATTTTCCACTTGTTTCATGAATTGTTCTAATTGCGCCCATAAAGCTCCACCTGTCACCAACGATACAAATAAGCCTACAAAGAACGCCTTATCATATTGCAATCCAAAGATTTGTAAAGATCCACTAATAAATAGGATTGTACCTAGCAGAATACCTGTATAGCTTAGATGCAGCTGAACTGTTCTTAAAGGGAGTAGAGATAAGTTATATTTTTTCCACTGATTCAACCTATACTCTATTTGTTTTGCAAACGTAGCGCCACAAATAATACCAATAATTACACCTAAAATAACTAAGAAATAAGGAGGCTGACTAAAAGAACTGAACTCAATAAAAGCCTCGTTACACGAAAAATCATTACAGAATTGATTATTGCCATTTATCATATCATTAACCTCATCCAATGCTAAGTCAGTTAGAAGAGTTTTCACTGTAATTCATTTTGAACTGATTATACAGACAACTTCACTCCTGGTGTGGTATAGAATTGAATTGTTGCAGTAAATTATTCACAACTTGATTGAATGAGAAGGTACTAGTCGCCAATTGTAGTAGTTCCTTTAACTCATCGGCATGAAGATAATTATCTTGAACCAAAGCTAATAATAATTGTTGACGTAAGCTACCTCCGGCTGGGCCCAATAGCAGCTTGAAACCAGCTATCACCATTGGTATGGCATCTCTGTTGCTACTATCTCCAACAACAACTTGAAGTAAGTTCTTTAAACGTTCAACTTGTAAGCGGCCAGATTTATCAAAAATGACTTCTAGTAATTTTTCACGCAACTCTTTGGTATCACCCGCCAGTAGTCTTCGCGCTACATAAGGATATGCAACACCAATAATTTTAAAACTAGGATCCAATCGTAGTGCAAGACCTTCCTGACTTACCACAGCACGAATGATTAGAGCAAAACGAGCTGGAACACGAAAAGGATAGTCAAACATCAACTCTGAGAATCTATCTGTAACAGCCTTAAAATTGAAAGATCCTACGTTATCACCTAATTGTCCTCCGAGAACCTCTTCAAGAGCAGGAACTATAGGGGCCAAATCAGCACGAGGGTTTAAAAACCCAAGAGCTATAAAATCCCTTGCGAGAGCATAAAAATCACGATTTATAAGGTGTACAACAGCTCCAGTGAGTATATATCTATCCTCATCGCTAATAGAATCCATCATACCAAAGTCAATATAAGCCAAATGCCCCATTGCTCCATGACGACCAGGTAAAGCAAAGAGATTGCCAGGATGTGGATCTGCGTGAAAATATCCAAACTCTAACAATTGTTGGAGACCTGATATGACACCAGTACGGATAAGTGAGGCTGGATCCAATTGTTGGGTTTCAAGCTCATGTCGCTCTCTTAATTTTGTTCCTTCTATCCAGCTAGTAGTTAAAATTCGCTGTGCTGAAAGATGTTTCTCCACTCTTGGTACAGTAATAACCGGACTATTAATAAACAGGGCAGCAAAACGTTCCGCATTTTCAGCTTCTTGATAATAATTAATTTCTTCAAACAGGCTGCGGCCAAATTCATCAATGATTTCTCCGAGGCCGAAACCCAAATTCAAAGGTAGAATAGGCGCTGTAATAACACCTATTAGTCGGATAATTACCAAATCACGCCGCAATATTGTTGCGAGTTGAGGTCGTTGAACTTTTACTGCTACAAAGTTTTGATTATGTAACCGAGCTTTATAGACTTGACCTAAGCTTGCGGCAGCAATAGGATAGCTTGGAAAATCTTCAAAAATTTGACTCGCTGGAGCATTTAGTTCTTCTTCAATTGTACGCAACGCTATGATGTGACTAAAGGGGGGCAAATTATCCTGAAGATTTGTAAGTTCATCAAGCCAGTCACGGCGAATTAAGTCAGGCCGTGTGGAAAGTGCCTGGCCTAACTTAATAAAACAGGGTCCTAGTCCGGCCAAAGTTGTTAACAATCTTTTCCCCAAACGTTTTTGAACTTCTGGATCTCTACTGGATGCCTGTGATGCTAGGCTGAAACTTAAGCTAGTCAAAGTTGTAACTACTTCTACAAGGCGCCCAAAAAACATCCAAGGACGCAATAATAGCCACTGAAAATCAGCGTTTGAATCATAACCCGGAATCGTTTTCATTATTTTCATCCATGAGACTATAGTCGCGGAAGCGCTTGTTAGCGCATACATCACTTTAATAAGTCTAAAGTATGTGATCCAATCTTTAGATTGCTTAGCCTGAAACACCTTTCTTTATATTTTGGTCAAGTTACGAAGAATTTCTTCTCTGGGGTTTTTCAATATGAGAGTAAAATACCGATCAAATCTGCTTTTGTATCTGCCCGCACATGGACGAAGATCTGGTTTACCTCCTGACCTTTGCTACTTATTTCGGTATTCCCCTGTTAGTTGGGACTTGCCAGAATTGCCAAATATTGGAGGGCCATTAGAGTCCAAAGGCTCGGTCGCATACAGCCAGCAGTCTATGGCAGAGCGCTGGGGTGCTTGTCATGGTTGGTATGGTGTCAATGGGGCTACGAATATGTTACAGGCAGCTCTTCTTTCAGTTGCTTCCCCTGGAGACCGAGTATTAATGCCTCGCAATGCTCATCGTAGCATCTTAAGTGGCTGTATTTTGGGACAATTAAATCCAGTATTATTCAGTATACCATTTGATCAAAGTACTGGATTATGGGGGTTACCAAGTCCTCAACAGTTTAACGAGATTTTATTAACAGCAGGGGATATAGCCTGTGTGGTCTTATTGCACCCTACGTATCAAGGGTTTGCAGGTAGCTTAACTCAATTAATTCAGCTTGCGCACAAACGTGGAATAATCGTAATCGTCGATGAAGCACATGGTACTCATTTTAGTATCGCACCGAATGAGTTACCAAAATCAGCTTTATCTGCGGGAGCCGATTTAGTAATTGGCTCTTTGCATAAATCCGCAGGAAGTCTAGGTCAAAGCGCTGTATTGTGGTTACAGCATAAGCGTGTCAGCCCCATAAGTATAGAAAGAAGCTTATTATGGCTGCAAACATCTAGTCCGAGTACGCTTCTGCTTGCTTCCGTAGAAGCATCTTTAGATTATCTGGCAAGTCGGAGGGGATACGATAAATTGCAAAAGGCGCTTATGGTTGGTTATCAATCTCGGCAGGATATCATCTCGGCTGGGTTTCCTTTGGTTTTAAACCAGGACCCTTTACGTTTAGTCCTGAATACTGCAGCTTTGGGTATCTCAGGAATAGAGGCCGATGATTTTTTGATGAAAGAGGATCTAATAGCAGAATTACCAGAGCCTGGTTGCTTGACTTTTTGTCTTGGTATGGTGCCAAACCGCAAGATTGGAACCAAGATGGTCCCAATTCTTAACAAATTACAGAGACAATTATCAGGCTCTCCTCTTAAACCATTTCCTATACCTCCTATACCACAGATAACTGAGTTGACTTTATCTCCTCAAGAAGCTTGGCGTAGTCCTTATGAGATAGTCAACTTAGAAGATGCCGCCGAACGAATAGCGGCTGATATTGTTTGCCCATACCCTCCAGGTATTCCCATATTGTATCCTGGAGAGAAAATTGATCGCATACGCGCATCATGGCTTCAGCAACAACATTCTTTTTGGCCTAAACAGATTTCTAATCAAATAGCCGTTGTTGTAACTTAAAGCTTGAAATTTTTCTTGCAATCATTCCAAAATCAAAAGGTCACCCATTCCTCTATTTGATAAGAATTTGCGTATGACCATAATTAACTATAGGAAGTCCGATATATTAAGTATGAATATAGAAACAGTTAAATTTTATTAATTGGCAGCCGATACTATTCACAACTTGAAATACTCGTAACACCAAAAACTAGAAATGCTTCGACCACGATACAACTTGAATTATGTTCACAGGAGCGATCCTGCAATCTCTAATCCTAATGATGATAATACCGTGGTTAATATTCCTAACAATTTAATTAAAATCAAAACTTCAGCCGATAATCGCCAAGGTGTATCTGGAAAACGCTTCTCTAGCGGACTAGCTGCCGGTGCCTGCGGACTATTAGTAGTTGGATTAGGAGGATGGTGGTTTACTTTTGCTTTAGGAATAATTGTTCACTTAGGGTTATTAGAGTTTTTTCGCTTAGCTCAGTTTAAAGGGATTCGACCTGCAACAAAAACTACTCTTGTTGTTTGTCACTTATTACTTATCGGAACGATGTGGGGTAGTAGCGGAGGATTCCCGGCCCATATGGTTGCATCTATAGTACCGATATCAAGCGCTATAATTTGTGGCTGGCTAATATTACAACCACTAACTGGGAGTATAGCAGATATTGCTGCTTCTATTTTCGGGTTATTTTATTTGGGATTTCTACCCAGTCACTGGTTAAGACTAAGAGAGCTGGGCTCCATCTCAAGTAACTTAACGCCAGCCTTACAGAAAAGTTCTCTCCCTATCACTCCTGGAATGGCTCTTACTATTATGGCATGTTTACTGATAGTTGCTACTGATATTGGATCTTATATCATCGGTCGTAACATTGGTCGAAGAGCACTTTCCTCAATCTCTCCAGGAAAGACTATAGAAGGAGCAATGGGGGGGTTAGTGTGCTCTATGGTTCTTGGTGCTTATAGTGGAAAGCTATTAGGTTGGGAGCATGGTTACATCGTAGGTGCAATTCTTGGTATGCTACTGGCTATATTCGCTCTTGTCGGAGATCTAACAGAATCGATGATGAAAAGAGATGCAGGAGTTAAGGATTCAGGCAATGTGATACCTGGACACGGAGGTATACTCGACCGTATAGATAGCTACCTATTCACGCCTGCAGTAGTATTCTATTTCGTCACGTTAATAGTTCCGCTAGTTAATAAGTAGATTACAATTGTATAATGTAGGGCAGAGCAAGCATTCCTTGTTATCCCTAGGAAGATAGCACGAAGATGATTTCAGCAATAATCAGTAGATGTCAATGACATTAATAAATCATCCTCGGTTACAGTAAAAGGGAGGTAATGTAAATCTGAGTTCGGTTGAATAGCAAAACAACAAACTTGCCTTAATTCAGTTATTGTCACTTTCCCTAAACCCAATTCATCCAGATTCACAGGTATTTTCAAATGATGAAAAAAAGATATTAAATCACGTCTAGCATTACCTGCTAATGGATTGAGTCCTATTTTCTCCTCAAGCCATAACTGAGCAAGAATCCCAAAAGCCACTTTCTCACCATGCAAAGTATTTCGAGTAACCTCTAGCTGCGTTAACCCATTGTGAATTGCATGAGCGGCAACAGTACGACAACGTGCCCCACCTAATCCTCCAATTAGTCCAGCTACTAACCCACAAGATTCTACTACACGAATCCAAGCGGCACTACCCGGTCTATTTATGGCCTCAATACCTTCCAAGAAGAGTTGATCGCGTAATGACTTTGCTTGCAGGACAGCTTGTTGGATAAGTGCATCACGACTATCGCCCGCACTCACAGAAGCTTCATACCATTTTGCCATAGCATCGGCGATACCACTGCTGAGTGTCTGAGATGGTGCCTCTATAATGAATCTATAATCGAAGATTAGGAGGTCAGGGCAGTTGTCTAGTACAATATCGCGTTTAAATGCACCGGATGGAGAATAAAGGTTGGATAACGCTGTCCAACCAGCACAAGTCGCTGCGCTACTTGGGATCATCACGCAAGGCAACCTAAGTCTATGGGCAAGTAACTTGCCAGCATCGAGAACTTTTCCTCCACCAATAGCAATCACACTATTCCAACCATTTTCCAAGAAACTATTTGCGATAGGCTGTAAATCTTCTTCACAACAATCAAAATGTAAGGTTACTAAGTAAGTTTGCAAACCTTTCTCTTGGAGATTTCTACTAAGTTGTTCTCTAAGGCCAATAGTCTCTTTGCCTCGTCCAAGTATCAAGGGTTTATTTCCTAATTTCGCTATAGCATTAAATGATTTTTCCCAGGCATTAATCCCGCGAAAAACATAAGTAGGCGCAATATTGTGTATATGCACACATGAGTCAATCATTTTAATTTGCACTATCTTCTGCTGCTAGGACATTTACTTGACTATCATTAGCTTTCAATTTCTTGTCCGTTGCATTCTCTAATATTTTATCTGTTTTCTTAAGTTTCATTCGATAAATAACTTTGTCATCACACATATCTATTAAGACTTCGTCTCCAGGCTCTATTCTGCCACTGAGAATAGCGTCATTAATTGGTGTTTCAACTAAATATTCCACAGCTCGACGCATAGGCCGTGCTCCGAAATTAGGATTATAACCCTGTTCGGTCACATAATCGAGCATAGATTGCGTGAGAGTGAAAGAAATCCTTTGTGGAGAAAGTCGCTCATTAATTCTTTTTATTAAAAGCATCGCAACTTTTTGAAGCTCAGGATACGTTAGAGGATTGAAGGAAATAAGCCCACTGAGTCTATTTAAGAATTCTGGCCTAAAAAACTCAAAACATGATTGGTTCACAGCTATTGTCACAGCTTCTGCAATATACGATTCAATCTGTTTTCTCGTTGGTTGTAACAAGTCAAACATTTCTTCTTGCGAAATCTTGGTATTATCAGTCGAGGATTTCTGGATCTTTCTCTCATGGTCACTCTCTATTCTCTTCCCTCCTTCATTCTCTTCATCACGTAACATTTCACCGATATCATCGATGTCAAATTCGGGGTCCGCTGTAGGAGTAGCAAATTCGAAGCCAATTTGTGGGGCAGTCATATTCTCGAGAAACTCTTCCACTGTTGGTATTTGCTGAATCCGCTCAGCTCCAAGATTGGAAGTCATAATAACTAGAGTATTTCTAAAGTCTGTAGTTCGCCCTCTAGAGTCAGTTAACCGTCCATCATCCATAACCTGTAGCAGCAAGTTAAGAACATCAGGATGAGCTTTCTCTATCTCATCTAATAGAAGAAGACTATGAGGACGTCGCTGAACAGCATCAGTAAGACTGCCGCCTTCTCCGTATCCTACGTAGCCAGGAGGTGAACCAATTAATTTACTAACGGTATGCGATTCCATAAACTCTGACATATCATAACGAATTATATATTTCTCACCACCAAAGAAGAATTTGCCTAACGATTTAGTTAATTCCGTCTTTCCTACTCCTGTCGGGCCACAGAATATAAAACTACCTATTGGACGACCAGTCTTTCTAAAATCTCCGCCTGAGAGCCGAATAGCCTCGCATACTCGTGCAATTGCAACCTCTTGACCAATTATATCCTGACTTATCGTTGCTTCTAAATTAACTAACTCCAGAGCTTCTGCTTGTTCTTGTTCCCATTGTGTCATCGGTTTATCATCTATATCTTCCATCTCAATTGGAACACCTGTCCAAAAAGTTATTATTTCAGCAATATGTTTCTCTGTCACAACAGGAATTGGGATAATAGGTACAGTTTTCTTTTTAACAATCCTCATATTATCAAGTGACTCTTTAATTACTTCATCAAGGGACTCAGCAGTAGATGTGATTTTATTACTACCTTCGAATATATCGCTACTAGGTACAGGTACTTCCTCATCCTCACTGAAAATTTCATTACTAGGACCAAAGGCTGCATTGTTTCCCAAAATCTCCGTATCACGGCCTCCAAAAATTTCATTACTATCTACAAACATTTCATGGCCATCTCCGAAGCTTTCATTGCTATCAAGATTTGAACCAAACGCTGCGTAAATAGGCGCAAAGGTCTCATAGTTAGTATGAAACGCCGCATAACTAGGCCGGAAGTTATCATTACCGTCCTCGGATATTTCGTTACTTACACTTTCATTATCCCGCTTTACTTGATTACTATAGTTACTCCTCAACCCATTACTCTCGTATATAGTGTCAAGCCATTTACGTATCTCATACTCTTGTTCGGTTAGCTGATTTAGTTTATCAAGATCTTTTATTTCAAGGGCCTTCTCTTTATCTTGCTGTATTTGATTTAAATCCTGCAGTAACTCTACAGTACCTTCTGGTTCAGTTAGCTGTTTCATCCTTAATCTACTTCCAGCCTCATCTATTACATCAATCGCTTTATCCGGCATGTACCTTCCACCAACATAACTGTCCGTAATGGTGACGGCAGCTATAATTGCTTCATCAGAAAAGCGAACTCGATGATGACGTTCATAACGCTCTCTCAGGCCTCGTATAATTTCAATGGTGTTGGCTATTGAAGGCTCTTCTACGTTGACCGGTTGAAAGCGTCGTTCTAGAGCAGCATCTCGCGTAATATGCTTTCTATATTCATCCATCGTGGTAGCACCTACGCATTGCAAGTCTCCTCGCGCCAGTGCGGGTTTAAGGATATTTGCAGCGTCAATTGCACCTTCAGCTGCTCCTGCACCAATAAGAGTATGCAATTCATCTATAACTAAGATAATATTCCCATCAATTCGGAGTTCCTCCATAATTCGTTTCAGGCGCTCTTCAAATTCGCCTCTATATTTAGTACCAGCTACCAACAATCCTATGTCCAGCGTCTTAACTACTTTATTTTTTAGGGAGGGAGGAACACGCTCGTGATAAATAAGTTGTGCTAACCCTTCAGCAATAGCAGTTTTACCAACTCCTGGTTCACCTAATAATACGGGATTATTCTTTGTCCGACGACCAAGGACCTGTACAACACGTTCAATTTCATCTTCTCGACCGACTACAGGATCAAGCTTCCCTTCAATAGCCAATTGTGTGAGATTACTACCAAATTCATCAAGAGTTGGTGTTTTGCTGGTAACTTTTCCGTCAGATGCGGCAGCGACTTCTGCCGCAATTTCTCCTAAGGTTTGGATGACTAAGGCTCTAATTTGAGCTTGATCAATATCTAGATTTTCTAATACTCTAGCGGCAACACCTTCTCCTTCCCGCGTCAATCCCAATAGTAAGTGTTCAGTTCCTATATAATTGTTGCCCAATTGACGGGCTTCCTCGAGCGAAAGCTCCAGGACCCGTTTCGCCCGTGGTGTGAAAGGAATTTCGACGGCTACAAATCCCGAACCACGACCAATAATTTTTTCTACCTCAATACGAGTAGTCTTTAAGTTTAGACCCATAGATTTCAGCATCTTCGCTGCTAGGCCTGTACCTTCACCTATTAGTCCCAGGAGGAGCTGCTCAGTCCCTACAAAGTTATGGCCAAGGCGGCGAGCTTCCTCCTGAGCAAGCATAACAACCTTGATTGCTTTCTCAGTAAATCTTTCAAACACGTGATCACCCTTGATGCAGGTCTCCTAACTCTATCAGTTCCTCGAAAAAATGACTACCCGAAGATTAAAGTGATAATTTCCCTCTATTGAGGTACTTATGACCCAGAGATATCAATTCACTCTACTGAACGATTGAAACTCCTTACTTCGGATAATTTATTACGTAAATCGTAACACACAATTGACGTTTTCTCTATTGGATTTATTGCTATAGCTTGCTACAATTTTAACCATTGAACTCTTGCATCATTGTTTTCATAATAGCAAGAACGTTTGCCAACATCTGAAAAACCAAGTTTATTATACAATTTTAGAGCTGCGGTGTTAATAGAGTTCACTTCTAACGTTGCATGTCTCGCACCTCGGGACCGACCATAATCTAATAAAATTGATGTTATCTGATAACCAAGACCTTGGCGTCGTATATTTTTCGCCACAGTTACATTAGTAATATGTAACTCATCAATAACTAGCCAACCACAGGCGATTGCTAATAGTTGTCCTCTTTGCCAAATTCCCACACATGGTCTCATAATAGCCGTCAATTCTTTGTCCCATTGTTCTTTTGTCCAAGAAGCACTGAAAAGATCACTATCTAATCGTAGACAATGCGATAATTCTTTTGGACCTAAAGGTCCTGCAAAAGTTAGAGAACCGCATAAATCAATCACGAGAACACAGTACAAACTGCGATTATGATTTCTGACCCTAAGATCTAACATGACTCAAAATTATGGTTTTGGTACTTGCCTTGATAGTCCTAACAAGAATCTTGCCCCTTTAGTCACAACTCTTGATAGACAAGGACAGCTTGAAATAGGTGGCTGTTGCCTTACTGCTCTTGCGAATCAATATGGAACACCTTTATATGTTCTAGATGAACTTACACTTCGCACTGCATGCAAAGCTTATCGTGATTCTTTAATAGAGTTTTATCCTGGTATTTCTTTACCACTCTATGCATCAAAGGCAAATAGTTGTAGGGCTTTAAGCTATATTCTTGCGTCTGAGGGATTTGGATGGGATGCTGTTTCATCTGGAGAATTGCTAACGGCGCTTGAGGGGAATATGCCCACTCAACGAATACTCTTACATGGTAATAACAAATCTTTACATGAATTGAATTTGGCACTAAAGCATAGGATAACCATAGTGATAGATAATGTTTATGACTTACAAATGTTGGCCCAACTAATCCCTAACAATGGACCACCGGCTTCAGTTATGTTACGCGTGACACCAGGTATTGAATGCCATACTCATGAGTACATTCGTACTGGAAGATTAAATAGTAAATTTGGCTTTAACCTTAACGAGATAGAAGATATCTTACGATGGTTGATTGGATGTCCATGGATACAAGTAACAGGATTACATGCTCATATTGGATCGCAAATATTTGAGCTTCAACCTCATCATGACCTAGCAAGAATTATGATTGACATGATAAAGCTCGCCCGTTCTATGGGGCATTCCTTAGTAGATCTTAATATCGGTGGGGGTCTTGGTATCCGTTACACAGAATCTGATTGTCCGCCATCCATCCAGTCATGGATAAAAACCATCGCGAAAACGATAGTGCTAAAATGCAAGGAGTACAATCTAAGATTGCCCCGCTTACTCTGTGAGCCAGGTCGTTCATTGGTGGGTACAGCCGGCATAACACTTTATACTTTAGGTAGTCGTAAAGAGATTACAGGGATAAAAACTTATGTATCAGTAGACGGGGGTATGAGTGACAATCCCCGTCGAATCACATACAAGTCTAATTATACAGCTTGCTTAGTAAATCAGGCCAATCTCGATTACAAGAAAAGTATAACATTGGTCGGCAAACATTGTGAGTCCGGTGATGTACTTATCGAAGACTTATATCTTCCTATAAGTAAGCCAGGAGACATATTAATCGTATTTGGTACGGGTGCTTATAACATGTCTATGAGCTCTAACTATAATCGCGTCCCACGCCCTTCTACAATACTTGTGGCAAGTGGTAAGGCTGACTTAATACAGCTTCGAGAACAACCAGATGAATTATTGTATCACGACGTTGTACCACTACGTTTATCAACGTTATACTAAATTTCATTTGAGTAGGGTCTCGATGTGATTAGTTGGCGCTGCGTGGATTTGCGCTATCTAATTGATTATTTATTGGCAATTAGTTTCTCAACTCTTATCTTCGCATGTATTAGTGAAGGCCGCCCCCGTTTAGTACTTCGAGGGTATCTCTCTTTAATTGCCTTTGCATGGTTTATTGAAACCTATAATATTTATCCATTGACAACTAAAATTGTCGATGGTGTAATACTATTTTGCAGCCTTTCACTAGCAATTCTTTGGCAAGGTGACTTAAGACGCTTAATGGAATTACTAGGGACTGGAAGAGTAGATATAATTCTGCGTAGTCATCACAATGATGAACTAAATACTAGTACAGTTGATCAACTTACAGAAGCCGCTGGGCGACTGTCACAAAGTCGTCGTGGCGCACTGGTTGTTATTGATCTAGGGAGTAATTTGCGACCGGAAGATTTTCTTAATCCAGGGATACCTTTGGATGCACAAATTTCAGTCGATTTATTACTCAACGTATTTGTAACTGATACCCCTCTCCATGATGGTGCTGTATTAGTGCAGAATAATCGTATTCGCTCTGCTGGTGTAATTCTACCATTGTCTCACCAAGGACTAAATCGTTATGGAACGCGCCATTTAGCTGCCTTAGGCATTACTGAACGATTTAATCGCTGTGTTTGTATAGTAGTTTCTGAGGAAACCGGGAATCTTTCATTTGCAAAGGAGGGCAAACTCGAACGTCCGATAACTAGTAGTCGTTTGCAAATGCTTTTAAGTAGACTTGTTGGAAACCCTCCACGGAAAATTACTTCGGTCCCACCACGTAAAGTGCTTAGCGATATACTAGAACCTCGCGCCTAAATTGTGCGTTAGCGGTCTACTATTATTACTGGAGAAGAGTTATTTTTGATTCCAAAAGGTCTCGACCCCATACGCATGCCATCTCACATAGCGGTAATAATGGATGGCAATGGACGATGGGCTCAAAGGAGAGGACTACCACGAATTATGGGGCATCGCGCAGGAGTAGAGGCACTAAAGAGAACTCTGAGTCTTTGTAATGAGTGGGGCATTCATTTTCTTACAGTTTATGCGTTCTCTACAGAAAATTGGAACCGACCTTTTGAAGAAGTTGGCTTTCTAATGATTTTATTTGAGCGTATTCTGGAACAGGAATTGAAAGCTCTGGAACAAAAGAAAGTATGTATCCAATTTCTTGGTGATTTGAATGTATTACCAGAGAGACTACAATTATTGATTGATAGTGCTATAGAGCGGACAGCAAAGAACGAAGGTGTCCATTTCAATATTTGTTTGAATTATGGTGCACGCAAAGAGTTAGTTCAGGTTGCACAAATCTTGGCAGAGCGTTCTAAGTTGGGCTTACTTGAACCTAGTTCAATTGATGAGTTTTGTTTTGCTGCTGAGCTACAAACTGCTGGTCAGCCAGATCCTGATCTCCTAATTCGAACGAGTGGAGAATTACGTCTAAGTAATTTTTTACTTTGGCAATTGGCTTATTCTGAGATTCATGTTACTGATTCGTTGTGGCCAGATTTTGATCGTGAGGACCTTCTGATTGCTGTCGAAAACTTTCAGGCCAGGCATCGTCGTTTTGGTGGTATGGAATATGCAAACAAGCTATAAAACCTAGATAATTAACCATATTCAACATGGTACGATATTGGTACTCAATATTTCAGAGCAGCTTTATAGTTTAACCGCATTACATTATAAACCGGAGTCTAGAGTAAAGATAAAGTCGATAACGTCTTTATTTATTTGCATATTATTCCTTGATCAAGACTCAAGCTTATCTAAATGATAAAATAGACTATTCTTTCTACATCAAATGTTAACTCTTCCCGAAATAGAACAATATGCGGCTTCATACGGATTAGTTTTGCGACTGCAGGTGAAATATTATCTGAATTTGTGGACATTTAGAATCATAATTGCCCGACCAACAGAAAACGAAGCAGCCACTCTATTAGGGCAAATGCAAGGCTGGGCATATGGCACTCGTCAAGGTCTTCAATTGGATACGCTACGAGTACAGGGAGAATATACAGGTGGAGTAAGTACGTTACTATGGGCAGCTACTTTTGCTTGGGCAATAAGACATACTCCTTGCCGTTCTGCTCGTTTACTGGCAATTAATGATGAGACCCGACAGCATATGAAACTTGTTCGCTATTTTACGAGGCTTGGATTTCAGGGTAAACGAACCCTACAAGGAAATCTTATTGATTTACTTTTACGTTTGATTTGGGGCGGATCAGGATTAATTATGGAGGGGGATTGTAACCTAGGGCTAAGGCATTGTACCCATTGGTTAATGAATTAAGAAGTAACAACAATAGATAATAGGAGATTGGTTTTTGCAATCTTCTCGAAGTAACCATATCAAGAAGCAATCATATGGTGTTTGGTTTTCCCTTATGATAACCAACAATTTTTATACAGAGACCTATTAAGAAAATCCCCAGATAGCATAGGAAATATTTACTGCTTAAAATAGCAAATATCCTGCCTGTAATAGTTTGTATTTAATACTCTATACTACTCCAGGATCCGACGGCCTTCAAGAGCGCGAGACAATGTTACTGGATCAACGTATTCAAGTTCACTTCCAACTGGTAAGCCATATGCAATACGACTGACTTTAGTAAGAGGTTTTAATAAACGAGCCAAGTACAGACTTGTTGTATCACCCTCAACACTAGGGGCCAGAGCTAGTATAACTTCCTCAATCATGTTCTTTTCTAATCGAGCTAATAACGTTTTTATTTGCAGTAATTCCGGCCCAATTCCGTCCATGGGAGATATTAAACCCCCGAGAACATGATACCTGCCTTTATACTCCCGTGTGCGTTCTAAAGCTATGACATCTCGAGAGTCTGCAACGATACATAAAAGTCTACTGTTACGATTTTCATTATGGCATATGTCACACAAAGTATCTACAGATAGATGAAAACAAATCTGACATTGACCAACTTGTGTGTGAGCATCTTGTAGTGCTTGAATTAGTGCTTGAATTTGCTCCTTAGGTTGTCTTATTAGATACAAGGCTAGGCGCTGAGCTGTACGTGGTCCAATGCCGGGTAGGCGTTCAAATTGATCGATTAAGCGTGCCAGGGGGCGAGTAAAACCGTTCAGGGATTGGAAACTTAAATGCATCACACTAAACTTAAGGCATTTTAAAGCTATTGTACATTGAATATGTTGTTAATGTGAACAAAATGAAGAGGAGCTTCTCCTAAAAGTATGAACTTGCAGCGAGTATCGATCATTGCCTTTAGGGTTCCCCTGATAGTGACACTAATAATACTTACTTTTACAAGTATTAGTGTCAACGCAGCTGGTCTAAATTCATACCAAAGCCCTGATGGAAAATATGCTTTTCTATATCCTACTGGATGGGTAAAAACAACAGTAATCGGAGGTCCGCAAGTCATATTCCATGACATTATAAATAGTGATGAAACCATTAGCTTGCTGATATCAGACGTTACTCCAGAAAGCAAACTTGAGGCTTTAGGAGATCCGACAAGAGTAGGAGAAATCTTGCAAAAAAAAGTAATTGCTCCTGAAGGCAGTGGACGTAAGGCAAATCTGGTAGAAGCTCGTCAAAGAGATGTAAATGGCTATAATTTTTATGATCTTGAGTATGAAATAAATCTAAAAGACAGGAAGCGACACGAACTGGCTACAGTTATTGTAAATCGCGGGAAGCTGTATACTTTCGCGGCCAGTACTAACGAGGGACGCTGGCGAAAAGTTAAATCGTTGTTTGAAGATGTGGTCACTTCATTTACTTTTTTAGTATGATAATTGATGATCAAAGTTCCTTTGCCATAAATGTATAAAATACGTTGACGGTCTACAATTATATGTCTTATAGAAGAATTTATACTTTCAAGGTTCTAGTATCATGTATTCTATTTCCCTTGCTTGTCAATTACTTTGAGGAGTAAGCAATGTTAAATCTTGACTGAGGCATGGAGATATATCTAACAATATAAAACATAAATGAACACATTGTACTTCTTCATAGTATCAGAGATTTGTATTTTACAAAGGTCTAGTCAATTAAAATTGAGCCGATTTTTGGATAAGAATACTATTAAGACTGAGCATTTTTGTAGCAAACCATAGTGTATAGATTTTATACAGATTCACTCATGCAATCACTATGGCGTTTTACAATGTAACTTGATGCAGCGAAAACTTTTTGGGTACTCAGTGGACGTTGTTCTGGTCATTAAAAGCTTGGTGGTGTCAGCCTTGGTCAGTAATAACGACAGGAATACTGTTGTTATTGCTATTTTGGAGCCTACTAGAGTTAAGATGGTTTATGATTGGGATAACTGGGATAATTCTTATATGGTGGATTATCTTTCTAGTCTTAGCTCCAACATATTATCGACAGTCTTTCATGGAAAAAAATCCTACATTTGAAGAAAGGAGAATTAATAGTAAATTAAGTGAATCTTGATCTTCATAAGACAACTGAAAATTTTAATACCAGTCAAAAGAAAGTATCATTAGAATTAATTAATAAATAAAAATCATCAGATTTGAATTTAATACTCTATGAAGAATCAATGAACCATTGGATAAAATATGATCATCAGTATATTAATCAAATATATAATCTATCTAAACTAAGTTTTCGGTCGTGTTCGATTCTATCTTGGTATCTATTGACGATAAATAGAGAATATAAGGAGCCAATATTATAAATAATAAAGCACAATGAAGACAGTCCCATATTGCAATTCAAGTTATCAAAAGGTTCCTACCTGAGTTGAATTTGGGCATCGTCTAATATTAACTAAATGTAGTCATAGTCCTAATTAAAGCAAGCTTTAAATAATTAATTCTGGCGACTGATTTGTAACTCTTTATTCATTACTTTCAAGTATTTCAACGACTGAAAGACTCCTTCAGGCATTCCTTTGGGTAAGTCAATAGTACTATATTCATCGAAAATTTGGATACGTCCGATCATTCGTCCTTGAATACCTGCTTCATTCGCGATCGCACCAACAATATTCCCTGGTTTTACTCTATCTCTCCACCCCACCTCAATTCGAAAACGATCCATATTCATGTCTGTAGAATTAAAATCATTCTCTCGTCGCCCTCCCTGACGTTGACCAACCAGTCTACTATGTTGACTTACATTTCGCTCGCGACGTTCGCGGCTATTTACTCGTTCTAGATCACGAGAGTTAGTAGGACGTAACCACTTTTCGTCACCTTGAACAAGTAGCGGGTTTGGAGCAATCGCCACTTGTAAAGCAGCTAGAGCTAGCCTTGAAGAGTCACACTCAAACTCGCTACTAACTCCCTTGAGTAATTCTGCTAAAAGTGCTTGTTCTTCTGAGGAACTTTTATTGTGTTGAATAACTTCAACAAGATGTTGGCGTAGACGATTGAGTCTATTCTGATTAATGGTGGCATTACTTGGTACATCCATTAATTCGATAGGACGCCCAACAGCACGTTCCAGACTTCCGAGAAAACGTCGTTCTCTAGGGGTTAAGAATAAAATTGCGTCGCCTGTACGACCGGCACGACCGGTACGTCCAATTCTATGGACATAGGCTTCACTATCGAAAGGAATATCATAATTAATAACCAGGCTAATGCGATCAACGTCTAGCCCTCTTGCTGCAACATCAGTAGCTACTAAGATGTTGATTGCCCCTTTCCGTAATCTTTCGATGGTTCGTTCACGCTGACTTTGTGCTACATCACCATTTAAAACTGCAACATCGTGTCCCGTTGCTTCTAGAGACTCAGCGATGCTAACGGTAATAGCCTTAGTGCGTCCAAAAATAATTACACCTTCATTAGTCTCTGCTTCAAGAACACGATTTAGTGCTTCAAGCTTATGAGGTGCGTGGACCATTAGATATCGCTGACGAATCCTACTAGCGTCAGCTCCTTCTTGACGAATAGTTATTTCCGCCGGATTCTTGAGATAATTGAGAGAGATCCGTCGGATCTCGGTAGGCATAGTCGCGGAGAATAGCACGACTTGCCGTTGTTCAGGCAGTTGTTCGATTATCCACTCAACATCATCAATAAAGCCCATGCGTAGCATTTCATCAGCTTCGTCGAGGACAAGTACTCTTAACTCAGATAAATCCAGTGTACCCTGACGCATATGATCCATTACTCGGCCTGGAGTTCCCACGACTACTTGAATACCACGTTTGAGACGATTAATTTGATCTCGGAAATCAGCTCCACCATAAACTGGAAGTACATGTATATGCGGTAAGTGACAGGCATACGTGCTAAAGGAATCTGCTACTTGAACGGCTAATTCGCGCGTGGGAGCAAGAACTAAAACCTGAGGAGACCTTTGGTGAGGATCCATCCTAGCCAGTAAAGGCAAAGCAAATGCTGCTGTCTTTCCGGTACCGGTTTGGGCCTGTCCTACTAGGTCACGTCCCAGCATAAGTTCTGGAATCGCAGCATTTTGAATAGGTGAAGGTTGAGTATATCCTTTTTCCGCAACAGCCTGTAATATTTCAGGACTAAGACCAAACTTCTCAAACCCTATAAACTGATCTTCAGATTCTCTTATCCCATTATTAAGTGGCATAAATTCCATATTGGATGTATCTTTTCTAGAATCTATTTGATTGTGGAGTGTGGATGATATGATTATTCCTCCAGTATTTGATTGCTCAGACTGATTAGTGTTGACAGAGCAAGATAATTCGTTATGAATGGTAGTTTTTGTCACGGTGTCTTTGTTGTGGCCATCGCCTGAAATCCTTCAAATCAGGCCGGCAGCTACCCGTACAGACAAAAACTGCCACGCCTTTGATTAAAGGGTGAGGCAAAACTATATCAGTTGAGCTGTAACCAGCGATGATAATAGAAGGTGTTTGGAGGTTTAGATATTTGCAGTCTAATAATATCATCATTATGATATCGGCTTAAATGTTTTCTAGGCCTTTGAAAGGTTGAATATAATCAAGAACTATAAGGAAATTGTCTTAAAATAAATCACATTTTCTTGAGACTAAGTATTCTGATTATCGCGGATTTTGAAGCATTTACTCTATTGCAGTTTAGAAGTATTGGTGAGTTTTGTAATCGGTCGTGTTTGTATAATTGTTAAATCTAGTTAGTGTATCCTGATTTTAAAGCTAATAATACAGTATTCATTGAGCTCTTGCGGCAAAGCAATATTGAGGTGTTGAGTCTACTAACCTCTCATAATTCCCCATATTATAGTATTATTAAATTCAGTGATTATAACCAGCGGGACCGTACTCTACTAAATCCTCAACCTCATTATAGTGTTTCATCAGTTTAGAGTGCTATCCTGTATCTCTGTCTAGAGTATCAAGAGAAAACTAAGCAATGATTTCTATGGAACTACAATCTTAGAAATTGTAGGTCGACAGTTGGTATTATAAACTTTTGTCAAAGGGAGTGCTAAACTGAACCACATACCCATTGTAACGATAACAGTTGAAAAAATAGGAGCTGCAAATGGATACAAAAATCTTATAACAAAGTTCTCTTTCTTTACAAGAGGACTTGGAAGAAATCCTAACTTTGAAAAATGTTTCTGTTTTAGTACAAGATTGTCTATACATAACACTAAATCTATGAATTCAGAATCATCTAACTGCAAATAAATGTTCTCTTGAGTACAAGAACTATGCAGTACGATCTCATATTTCGTTGCTCGGTATCGAATATGTACTAGTCCTTTGTTGGTTTCCGATAAATCAGATGTCAGATTCAGTACACGACTAGCATAGTCGCTAACACTTTCAATTAAGTCTACTAACTGATTTACTGAGCCTTCAAGGCGAGGTTGGTTACGTATTGTTAAACTCCACTTGGTTAAAATATCTATATTATCAGTTGTCGTATTATTTTCTCGCTTATCATAAGCCAAACCCTGTAATACTAGTTGGACGGAGAAGTTTTGGTAATTCGAAGAGATATTAACTATTTCCATTCTTAACCAGCCGTAGCAAGAAGAATTGCTCGTAACCTTTGGGTTCCACCTTCTCCGGCAGCTAATCCTAAGATTGTTAAGATACGACGTTCATTACTAGACATTGCGGTATCCTGAAGCAGATGTCGTACTTTATGGCGGTGCAAATTCATAGTCTTTTTTATTAATTCAATGAAACGTATATGGAAAAAAGTCCAGCGCTGGAAATTGATATCAGCAGGTTCTGTCGTAGATAATAACTGATGTAATGTGGGATATAATCTTTTAGCAACCAATGACAATATCTGGATCAAGGCATCACCTTCCTCAAGAGATAACTTTTTATGTTGATTACGGTATCGCATAGGATTACAACAACGCAGTCTCCACAATCTTACTCTATTTGGGATAATATCAGCCAGATCTAATTGACGAGATGCCCACATTATAGCCTCTACACCATTTATGTCAAGCGCTTCGACCGCTATGAAGAGTAAATCAATTTGTTCTATTAAGTCACTTTCTTCTACTGTGGTTTTCGTAAGAGTTAAAAAGGCCAAGGAATCGATAATGAGAGACTTTCCTTATCTTGCATTAAATATTAGTTATTTTAACAGTGCAAATACTTGTATGTTGTGATTATTTAATATATTACAAGATATCCACATTTGAGTACTTTCCTCAGACTTGTCGTGTAACGGATTAGGAGGTATACAGTACTGGTAAAATGGTTGACTAATTATACTTTGTTTAGTCTTACGTTGAACCAATAAGTGAATTTAAATTATTAGAGTAAAAATCGGCTCTAGATCCCAGAAAATTACCTCAGTAAAAACTATTTCTATTGTGTATCAAGTAGAATTTAATTGATTCATAAGCTTTGTATTACTTTATCCCGTGCCTGTCTTTGTAGTAATTTATCGAAATCCTGAATTGAGGAATAAAGTTTGGTCCTTCAGTCATTATACTTAAGATAATCCGCCTCAATAATGGAATTCTATTAAGTATACTAAATCCTAAGTTACGTACGAGCATTAGGATGCGTATTCTATTTGAGAATAATCTCACCAAAGAATCAGTTATAAGTAACGTATTGATAACATCAATCCATCGACGACGACCGTAAAGTTTGGGCAATTGGTCTTCTCTTATTTTGCCAGCTTTTACTTCCAAAGCAAGTTCATATAGTACTTCTACATCACGCCAGCACAAGTTCAATCCTTGTCCTCCAACAGGATGACTGCGATGTGCGACTTCCCCAACTAAAATCACTTTGCCTTTATGTAATCTATGTGCTAGTGCCCATGCGACAGGGAAGGCTCGAGGTTTATCTATTAATGCACTAGCTTGAATATGATTCGGAAGTACACTCGATAAAGTATCCAGAAAAGAAACCGAATTCATTGCTTCTAGTTGCCGACATCGTTCCTTAGGTGCACTCCAAACAATCTGGAAAAGGTCGGTACCTAAAGGTAAGATTGCAAAAGGCCCTTCAGACCGAAATAGCTCAAAAGCTTGGTCGGAATCGATACCTCTTAAACGGACTATTGCAGTTAAGCAGAGTTGCTTGTATTTAAATGTCCATAAGTTAATCCCTAGGCTCTTGCGTGTATAGGATTCACTACCTTCACATGCTAGAATTAAGTGGTTAGTAGCCTTATTGTTTAATGTACTGAGGCTAGATTCAAAAGTGGAATCGCCTAATTTTAGATTTACTGACGTTGCTTTTAATCGCTCAAAGATAATCTTCATTAATGGCTGGTGTTGTATTGTCCACCCCACAGCCTGGCTTGGTTGTTGTGGCAAATCATCAAGGCCAAATAAGCTTTCTCTATCAATTTCTTGATCTCTGACCTTTAACCACTTAAAACCAACTAAAAATTCTTCTAATGGATTCCAAAGATCTAGTTTCTTAAGAAAACGTTGACTAGAATGCGTTATAGCGTAAGCACGACTCCGATTCTGAAGTTGTTCCATGGTCAACGGGTCTTCTAGAGAAACATTCCATCTGCTACTATAAAAAGCAAGAGCTGCGAGACTCCCCGTCAAGCCGGCACCTCGTATTTGTACGTGTAGAAAGTCGTGTATAGCCATAAGAAGACAGAAGAACGATTAAGTCTTCTGTGTCTATCAACAAAATGAGAGCTTGACCAATCTATAGACTGACGTGCTATTTTAAGGTCTCATTTTAAATCTAAATTAACCAACGGATATGAATGACTTACCACACGATTAAGTTAATTAATAACGACCTAATCTATATTCTGCATATATCTGTAGTTAAAGCATAGCGTAGAACTCTACATCAATGATACCATCTATATACTACGTGAAAAAATTATTTATTTTTATTATGGCGCTAGAGATAACAAAAATTATACAAGGTTAGTTTTCATTGGTTCATTTCGCTTTACATGTTAAAATTATCGACGATTCAAGCGATATGTGCAGAGCTCCTCAAAAACTGGTCGAAGTAAATACGGATATAGACCAACCCACAATTGTAAACTTGGTAACCAAGTATCTGTAATCGCATTAATTCGAGAGAAGTTATTGTGCTCACTCAGTACAATACCATATATACTTAATCCGTTACTAATACTCTGATGTTTTTTACTAACAGGAAACTGAATTTCTCCAATATAACCGTCTTCGTCTTCTATTTCAATACATAGTAAGGTCCGACGATTCTCAACGAGTTCTAAGATACCTCTAGGACTAGCTTGTTCACGTCGATCCTCTACCTGTTCACGAGTATAGATATTTCTGATAGAACCTTTGAAAAGAGCTGCATTTGGGTATTTTCTTAGCTCAGCGTTACGCTGTCCTGCCTCTACTATAGGACCCCATAAGAGGTAGAGGAAAAAAATAAAACTAACAATTAACCAAATAGGACTCCATGGCGTAGAGAGTTGGTTCTGACTAATTAGAAGTGATATTATTCCACCAAGAATTGCGACTAGTACTCTCTTCAGGATCTTTCGAGGGTTATTTGTACACTCACTAAATTGTGCACCTGTTGCCACAGCAGGAATCAGTTGCCGTAACTCATTAGATTTGATTGGAATTAACATATCTAGATCCTTTTACGGTTGAAATGGTATTTCTCACGTTTTTCAATCTTTAAAGTAAACGCTCTAAGCCATACACCAAAGATTGTAAACGACGAACTTTTCGGACAACTAGCATTAATCCTGGCATGTAGGCAGATCTATCGACGGTATCATGACGTAAAGTGTAAGTCTCTCCAGGACTACCAAATAAAACTTCTTGATGAGCTACTAATCCTGGTAGACGAACTGAGTGAATTCTTATTCCACTTTCTCTCCTACCACCTCGGCAGCCTAATAGACTTTCGTACTCTTCTATCTTTGGTTGATTGAACGATTTATCTAGTTCTTCAATTAGTTCAGCAGTCTTAATGCATGTACCACTAGGTGCATCTGCTTTTAGATTGTGGTGGAGTTCTGTAAGTTCTACAAAATCGTAAAACCGAGCAGCAGCAGCAGCAGCTTGCTGCAACAGTATAATACCGATTGAAAAGTTTGGAATTAGAGCTCCTCCGACACCAGCTTTTCGTGAAAATTCAATTAATTGAAGTAAATTTTCTTTAGTCATACCTGTTGTTCCAATAACTGGATGTATTCCATAAGCAATTGCTGTTCGAGTGTGCTTGTATACGACTTCTGGATGTGTAAAGTCTATTAGGACAGCATGATTAGAATTTCGTGTTACTTGTGAGACTTGACATAAACAACCTTCGAGATCATTGGTTATAGTCACTCCTTGATGACCTAGTCCAAGCTCTAATCCGATATCAAGGCCTTGCTTGTCTTCAACAATATCTATTGCCCCCATCAAGTGACAGTCACTTGCCCCAATAATAGTTTTTATCACTTGTGACCCCATCGCACCTAAAGCACCCGCGACCACGACAGGGATAGAACCCTCTACATTTGAATAGCTCATAATCCTGTTAGATTTTGCGTATAACTATGGCCCACTTGTTTCAGTAAGTTAGTCATCGTGTAACGGGTTAAGGCTTCTAGTTCACGGTTGTGCAACAACACTCTTAGGCTTTTTGACATAGCTCAAAGACGTCAGCCAATGTTCACGCAGGTCCGCTCCGCCGATCGCCGAGTTCGCCCTGCTGATATCAATGGGCGCTTAGTTATGCGTGTAGTCTACGTAGTATTAGAACCTCAATATCAGAATGCATTAACTCAAGCAGCCAATTTACTAAACGTTAGCAACAACCCAATAGCAATAGATTTAAGTGGATATTTGATTGAAGAGTTGCGTGACCAAGAAAATTACGAAGCATTCTGCAGCGATCTAGCAGAGGCTGATGCATTCATAGCCTCGTTGATTTTTATTGATGATCTGGCTCAGAAAGTAATAGCTGCTGTCGCACCTCGTAGGGAGTGTCTTAAGGCGATTGTCGTATTCCCTTCAATGCCAGAAGTAATGCGATTAAATAAATTAGGCACCTTTTCAATGGCTCAACTTGGTCAGAGTAAAAGTGCCATTGCCAACTTTATGAAGAAGCAGAAGGAAATAGGAGGGGCAAGTTTTCAGGATGCGATGCTTAAGTTATTGAATACACTACCTACAGTACTAAAGTACCTTCCTGTTGATAAAGCTCAAGATGCTCGATCATATATGCTTAGTTTTCAATATTGGATGGGTGGTACGCCGGAAAATTTAAAAAACTTTTTACTGAGGCTGGCTGATAAATATGTATTTCCTAATGAGACGGAACGCTCAATTCTTCAAGTAGGAGAACCGCAAGTATTTCCAGACTTAGGTATTTGGCATCCATTAGCTCCTGCAATGTTTGAAGATTTAAAAGAATATCTAAATTGGAGTTCCAATAGAGTTGATCTAAATAAGTCAGGTAAAACAGGGCCCATTATTGGACTAGTATTGCAACGTAGTCATATTGTTACCGGCGACGAAGCCCATTATGTTGCAATAATTCAAGAACTGGAATATCGAGGTGCACAAGTAATCCCAATATTTTGTGGTGGACTTGACTTTTCTAAGCCGGTAAATGCGTTCTTTTATGATCCTCTGAATCCTGAGATACCAATAGTTGACGGGGTAGTCAGTTTGACTGGATTTGCCTTAGTAGGTGGACCAGCAAGACAAGATCATCCCAAAGCTATTGATGCTCTAAAGCGGTTGAATCGACCTTATATGGTCGCAGTACCACTGGTCTTCCAGACCACTCAAGAATGGGAAGGTAGTGACCTCGGCTTACATCCTGTACAGGTCGCCTTACAAATAGCTATCCCAGAGTTAGATGGTGCCATAGAACCTATAGTCCTCTCCGGTAGGGACTCAATTACAGGTAAAGCTCATGCATTGCAAGATCGAGTAGAAGCAATCGCTGAACGCGTAATTCGGTGGTCGTCACTACGAATTAAGCCACGTGCTGAGAAAAAACTGGCTATTACTATATTTAGTTTTCCACCGGATAAAGGTAACGTCGGTACAGCAGCTTATCTCGATGTATTCGGATCGATCCACCGAGTTATGAAGCAGATGAAGAATGAGGGTTATAAGATCCAGAATTTACCGAAAGATGGTAAAGCCTTGATGAATGCTGTAATTAATGATCCAGAAGCTTTACAAGGTACACCAGAACTTGCCATTGCTTATCGTATGAGTGTGAGAGAGTACGAAGACCTTACTCCTCACTCTGTGAGATTAGAAGAAAATTGGGGTAAGCCACCAGGCAACCTAAATAGTGATGGTCAAAACCTACTAATCTACGGACGCCAGTTTGGTAATGTTTTTATAGGTGTCCAGCCTACCTTTGGTTACGAAGGGGATCCCATGCGACTACTCTATTCGCGTAGCGCTAGTCCTCATCATGGATTTGCTGCATATTATACATATTTGGAAAAAGTCTGGAAAGCAGACGCAGTGCTCCATTTTGGTACTCATGGTTCACTCGAATTTATGCCTGGTAAGCAGATGGGCATGAGTGAAACATGTTATCCTGATTCGCTAATCGGAACTCTTCCGAATTTGTATTACTATGCAGCCAATAATCCATCGGAAGCGACTATAGCCAAAAGACGTAGCTATGCTTCGATAATTAGTTATTTAACTCCCCCAGCTGAAAATGCTGGTCTATACAAAGGACTTAAAGAACTAGGTGAATTAGTAGGTTCCTATCAACAATTACGAGAAAGTAGTCGTGGTATTCAGATAGTAAACGCGATTATTGAGACAGCTCGTCAATGTAATTTAGAGAAAGATGTAGAACTTCCGGATACAGATACCGCGATTTTAACCTTGAGTGAGCGTGACAGAATAGTAGGAGGCGTCTATGGTAAACTAATGGAAATCGAGAGTCGTTTACTACCTTGTGGATTACACACAATTGGTAAACCACCTACAGCTGAGGAAGCTATAGCCACTTTAGTCAGTATTGCTTCTCTTGAAAGGGAAGAAGAAGGCATACGTTCTTTACCCGGTCTATTAGCAGAGAGCATAGGACGTAACATTATTGATATTTACAAAGGTAATGACGATGGTATTCTGAATGATATAGAGCTTAACCGGAATATTACCGAAGCCTGTCGTAGTACAGTCAGAGCCATGGTACGTTCTCTTACTGGTACAGATGGTAGAGTCAGTTTAAAAAATAATTTTGGTTGGATCTTCAAATTTTTGGGCCGCATAGGTTTTAATTTTCCCAATCCCTGGTTGCGGGCATGCTATTCTGCCGGATTTACGTCCGTTAATGCTACGGAACTTGATAAATTATTTGCCTATTTGCGATTCTGTTTAGAGCAAATATGTGCTGATATGGAAATGGAAAGTTTAATCAAGGCCCTTGATGGCGAGTACGTACTTCCAGGTCCCGGCGGGGATCCTATTCGGAATCCAGGGGTTCTCCCAAGTGGAAAGAACATCCATAGCCTTGATCCTCAAGCCATACCAACACGTGCTGCTATTGCTGCTGCAAAGATCGTGGTAGATCGATTGATTGAAAGGCAAAAAGCTGAACAAGGTGCTTGGCCTGAGACAATAGCTTGTGTCCTTTGGGGGACTGATAATATCAAAACTTATGGAGAGTCATTAGCTCAAATCCTCTGGTTTATTGGAGTTAGACCAGTCCCCGATTCATTAGGCAGAGTAAACAAACTTGAGTTGATACCGCTCGAAGAGCTCGGCCGTCCACGGATTGACGTAGTTGTTAACTGTTCAGGTGTTTTTCGGGATTTGTTTATTAACCAGATGGCCCTCATAGATCAAGGAGTGAAGTTAGCAGCTGAAGCCGAAGAACCTTTAGATATGAATTTTGTACGTAGACATACTCTAGAACAGGCAAAAATGCAGAACACTTCTTTGAGAACGGCCGCCTGTCGAGTATTTTCCAATGCTAGTGGTAGTTATAGCTCCAATGTTAATCTTGCTGTAGAGAATTCAACTTGGGAAAAAGAAAGTGAATTACAGGAGATGTACTTAAGTCGTAAGACTTTCGCTTTTAATGCAGATAATCCGGGTGAAATGAATCAAAGGAGAGAAATCTTTGAATCGGCTATGAAAACAGCTGATGTAACGTTTCAGAACCTTGACTCTGCTGAGATTTCACTAACAGATGTAAGCCATTACTTTGATTCTGATCCAACTAAGTTGATACAAGGCCTGCGTGATGATGGAAAAGCTCCGTCAAGCTATATTGCTGATACCACTACGGCAAATGCACAAGTCCGATCATTAAGTGAGACAATTCGTCTTGATTCACGAACCAAATTATTAAATCCCAAATGGTATGAGGGAATGCTTGATTCAGGATATGAAGGTGTCAGAGAAGTTGCAAAACGATTAAACTTTACTCTTGGGTGGAGTGCAACCAGTGGAGCCGTGGACAATTTTGTTTATGAAGAGGCTAATAAGACTTTCATAAGCGATCCAGAAATGCAGAAGCGCCTGATGGATTTAAACCCACATAGCTTTCGACGTATCGTGAGTACTCTTTTAGAGGTTAATGGCCGTGGGTACTGGGAAACTGATGAACAGAATATAGCCCAGTTGCAAGAATTATATCAGCAAATCGAAGATCGTATTGAAGGAGTTACACAGTAAATCTATGAAAGCGAGCGACATAATATATCAGAAAGGCGAATGATCTTAATCATTGGTTCAACATCATGTACTCTTACGATATCAGCACCTAATGAAATTGCACATGATACCACCCCTGCCGTTCCCCACATCCTAGCCTTCGGTTCATATTCCTCTGTTATCTCTCCAATGAAGCGTTTTCTAGAAGGACCTATCAAGATTGGAAATCCTTCAGATTTTAATAAAGGCAGGGATCGTAGTAGGCAAATTACCTGAGATGTAGATTTAGCAAAACCCAAGCCTGGATCCCAAATAATTTTTTCAGGGCTAACGCCTAATCTAATCGCTCTTTCCGTAGCTTGTAAGAGTTCTTGTTTTACTTCTAAGCTTGTATTACAATATTTAGCCAATCGATTCATGTTTTGACTATAACCTCGACTATGTGTAAGTATATAGAAGCAACCACTGGAAGCCACGACCCGCAGTAATTCAGAATCGCGTCTTCCACCACTAATATCATTAATCCAGTTAGCCCCTTTCTCAAGCGCTGCTTGTGCAACTTCAGAATGGAATGTATCAACCGATATAAGTATCTCAGGATATTTTAGCCGAATTGTCTCGAGTACAGGAAGTAACCTTTCTTGTTCAACCGTAGGACCGACTTCTTCAGCTCCGGGTCGTGTACTTTGTGCTCCCAGATCAATAACTTGAGCACCTTGTTCGATCAGAGACTGTGCCTGTAATAGAGCTATATTGAGATCAAATGATTCCCCACCATCACTAAAGGAGTCGGGGGTAACATTTAGTATCCCCATGAGATACGTTTGTTTACCCCATTTCATTTGTCTATTTAGACGTTTTGGAGAATTCAAAGTATCTACTGGATTTATTTTATGGTTTGATAGTTAACGATTCTAGCAAAACCTTCCGGATCTAAGGATGCACCTCCAACTAAAACACCGTCAATATCACTCTGTCCCATTATCTCATCTATATTATCCGGTTTGACTGAGCCTCCGTACTGAATAATTACATCAGAGGCGCCCACCCACGCACGAATGAGGCCACAAATTCGATTAGCTTCAGCAGAAGCACAGGTCTTTCCTGTTCCTATAGCCCAAATCGGCTCATATGCAACTATAAGGCGAGCAGGATCCAGTCCTTCTAGACCTTGCTCCACCTGACGTCTGATAACCCGCTCAGTTTCGTTTGATTCTCGCTGCTGGTTGCTTTCTCCAACACATACAATTGGGACTAATCCAGAGGCTTGTGCAGCTCGTGCACGGCGGTTTATTTGCTCATCACTCTCACTATAGTACTTACGTGGTTCACTATGCCCTACTATAGCATAGTTTACGTTATGTTCTAAAAGCATTAAGGGAGAGATTTCTGCCGTATAAGCACCATTCCCCTCCCAATGTATGTTTTGGCTAGATAATTTAATTCCCGTTCCAGTAAGGACCTCCGCCATAGTTAAGATAGCCGTAAAAGGTGGCGCGAGAATTACTTCTCGATCAGGGTAGGAGTTTGCTACCAAGGGTAGAAAAGTAGCTGCATAGATCCGCGCCTCGGCACAAGTCATATGCATCTTCCAGTTACCCGCAATCACCGATTTGCGCACAGTAGCTCAAGGTTGTCGCAGTGCTTCACAACTTAAAGGTTCACCGTTCCCTCTTACGACGCTTGGCACAGAACCGTTTTATGATTGTAAACTGATCTCAACTTACCTGTAACCTAATATCATCGGGTATAGAGCTTGCAAGATTGCCGTAGGGTCCAATATATAATCTGCTATAAAAATTTTCCATTTACAGAGTTAAGTGCAAAACTAGAATGGATACTCAGATTAAGAAAACCTTGAGCATTATACTCTTATGATTAAGATCCTCAAAATTCTAAATCCATCAATCTGTGATTAGAGAGCGCTAAGAGTTAATTGTTTGATTTGAACCGCCATAGATAATTCGAACTATCAACAATCTCATGTACTGATATTTGAAGGCAAACGTTATGATATAGTCACTTTTTCCTAGGAAGTTTAAATAACTAACCCATGGTATATAGGTTGCTGATGCTCAATTACCTATGCACAAAGATACTTTAAGAATCCAACTTATAGAATGACAGTCTATGGCTAGTCAACTTAACAGCTATCTTAAAGAAGTAACTCCAATGGTTAATTAATTACGCTCAAAGTCTCGTGAGAATGTAATTATTCAGGAAGTGCTATGATTTTAAGGATAAAATTATGCATTCTTGTAAGTTCGCCGAAGGGTAAGGGTCCCTAACTCTAGAATCATATATGACAGCTACCTGGTTAGAAATATTAATCTCAATTAATAAGTTTATGCTGAATGAATATCTTGGAGAGCCGCTACTGGTAATTGACGAGACTGTAACTGAAGCATTGTAATTGCCTCGACCACAGCTCGTGCACCTGACAGTGTCGTTACGGTGGGTACAGCATAATCAAGAGCAGCTCTACGTAAGTACTTATCATCATAAGCGGCTTGACGACCAATGGGCGTATTAATAATTAGTTGTATACGACCAGCTCTGATTGCATCTTCAATATTAGGACGTCCTTCATGGACTTTTAAAATTGACTCTACCTCTAGTCCGGCTTTTTTTAATATTGTTGCGGTTCCTGACGTAGCCATAAGAGAAAAACCTAGCTTTATCAAGCGAGACGCAACAGGCACCAAGTTTTGTTTATCCCGATCGTGAGTGGAAAGAAACACGGTCCCACTAGTTGGAAGTACTTCGCCAGCTGCTAATGTTGCTTTGGCAAATGCGAGTCCAAAACTAGAAGCAGTACCCATAACTTCTCCTGTCGATCGCATTTCTGGTCCCAAAACAGTATCCGCCCCGGGGAAACGTTTAAATGGAAAGACAGCTTCTTTGACGGCTTGAAGGGGTGGTAGTGGTTCATCCATCAAACCCAATTCATATAGAGTTAGTCCAGTCATCACCTGACTAGCTACTCTAGCTAAAGGTATACCAGTAGCTTTAGCAACAAAAGGCACAGTCCGTGATGCTCTTGGGTTAGCCTCTATAATAAAAACTTTTTCGCCTTGTACTGCAAATTGGAAATTGATAAGGCCATGAACATCTAATGTAATAGCGAGAGCTTTAGACCACTCACGAATAGTACGCAGGGTGCGCTCACTAAGCGAGATCGTTGGAAGACAACAAGCAGAGTCCCCAGAATGAATACCTGCGGGTTCTATATGTTCCATTAATCCACCAATTATCACATGATGGTCAGCATCACAAATTGCATCTACATCAACTTCTATAGCATTCTCAAGATATTGATCTATTAATACTGGATGATCAGGCTCAACTTGTACCGCTTCGTTCATATACCGTCTTAACTCTACCTCGTCAAAGACAATTTCCATCGCACGACCTCCCAATACATAGCTGGGGCGCACTACCACAGGATACCCTATTTCCTGAGCAACAGCTAGAGCCTGAGATTCACTTCGTGCTATACCATTTGAAGGCTGTCGAATATTGAGTCCACGAAGAATCGCCTCGAACTGTTCACGATCTTCAGCTAGATCAATTGCTTTAGGGGATGTCCCCCATATTCGGGTATTAGTTGACTTGCCTTTTGGTGTGGATAACCAATTTAGTAAAGGAATCGCCAACTTTAACGGCGTTTGACCACCAAATTGTATGATTAGTCCATCTGGTCGTTCAGTTTCAATTACGTTAAGAACATCTTCTAAGGTAAGAGGTTCAAAATATAGACGATCGCTAGTATCATAGTCTGTTGAGACTGTCTCTGGATTACTATTGATCATAATAGTTGCGAATCCTTCTGCCTGCATGGCAAAAGAAGCATGGCAACAGCAGTAATCAAACTCAATTCCTTGGCCAATTCGGTTAGGACCCCCACCAAGAATCATTACTTTTCGACGAGATTCCTTCAGAGTTTCATTGCGTAAACCAATGGAAGTTAGGGTACCTTCAGGGGTTAACCTTTGAATTTGACGTTCGTAAGTAGAGTAGTAATATGGTGTACTTGAAGAGAATTCAGCAGCACAAGTATCCACAGTTTTAAAGATCGCATCAACACCCAAAGCCTGTCTATAGTATCGTACCTCAAGCTCTTTACTATCTGTGGTCCATGCAATCTGTTTATCGGAAAAACCTCTTTGCTTGAGCATGAGTAAAGTATTAGCGTCTAGCGCATATAAGGGTCTACCTCGCAGACAATTGGCTTCCATATCTACTAAACGTCGAAACTTGTCTAAAAACCAGGGATCAATAGCACTAAGTTCATGTATATATACATTACTTAATCCCCTTAACATGGCTTCTTTTACAGCCATAATTCTGTCTGGAGATGGTACCCTTATCCGTCGTTCTAAGTCTTGGCCAAAAACCATATCTCGATCCCCTCCCCATCCAGACAGGCCTATTTCTAAGGAACGCATCGCTTTTTGAAATGATTCCTCAAAGCAACGACCAATGGCCATTGCTTCTCCCACAGACTTCATAGAAGTAGTCAATACTGCAGGAGTACTGCTAAATTTTTCAAAAGCAAAACGTGGAATTTTGGTAACTACATAGTCGATAGTTGGCTCGAAACAAGCTGGTGTCTTGCCTGTAATATCATTTAATATTTCATCTAGGGTATATCCTATTGCTAAGCGTGCTGCAATTTTAGCGATGGGAAACCCTGTAGCTTTACTAGCTAGAGCCGAGCTACGACTTACTCTTGGGTTCATTTCAATTACCACTACTGTCCCGTCATCCGGGTTTACAGCAAACTGAATATTACTCCCCCCCGTGTCGACACCTATCTCACGAATAATTGCAATCGATTGATCCCGAAGTCTTTGATACTCTCGATCTGTAAGTGTTTGCGCGGGCGCTACCGTTATTGAATCACCAGTATGTACTCCCATTGGATCAATATTCTCTATACTACAAACGATAACAACATTGTCCGCTGTATCACGCATTACCTCTAACTCAAATTCTTTCCAACCCAATAACGACTGTTCAATCAATATTTGAGAAACAGGGCTAGCCTCTAATCCTTCTTTGCAAATCGCAAAAAATTCTTCCGGATTATAGGCTATTCCACCTCCAGAACCTCCCAATGTAAATGCAGGCCTTATTATGCGAGGATATGTACCTATTTGATCTCCTACCACTCTAGCTTCTTCAAGGTTATTTGCAATACCAGAAGGACAGATATTTACTTTAATACGTTCCATTGCTTCTTTGAATAGTAATCGGTCTTCGGCTTTTTGTATAGCTTGTAAATTCGCCCCGATTAATTCAACACCGAAGCGTTCCAAGATACCAGATCTTGCCAGAGTTACAGCAAGATTGAGGGCTGTCTGGCCACCCATTGTTGGCAGTAAGGCATCTGGACGTTCTATCTCAATAACCCGTGTAACGACTTCAGGGGTAAGTGGTTCTATGTAAGTTCTATCGGCCATATCCGGGTCAGTCATGATCGACGCCGGATTGGAATTGATGAGAACAACTTCGTACCCTTCAGCTCTCAGAGCTTTGCAAGCTTGGGTTCCAGAGTAATCGAATTCGCAGGCTTGGCCGATTACAATTGGGCCTGAACCCAGCAGCAGGATACGACGCAGATCCGACCGAGGGGGCATAAGCGGGCTGTGGATTGATTAATCTCATTTAGCCTCTCATGTGCCATTTGCTCCTAAAAACGGACAATCTCTTTCAAAATCGTTAACATACATGGGCAGACTTCGAGGACAAACAGTAAAATCAATGAGTGAATTACAACGATTGAAAGGGTTACTTCCGCCGGAGATGCAAAGTTGGGTATTTGTAGAAGCTGCAGCTTCTCTCGACCCTTTTCTGATTACGATTGAGGAAATTGGTCAAGATGAAGTTGAAATCCAGATAGATTTAGATAAATGGGAACCCTTAGCTATAGACCATAGAAATTTGCTTTTTTGGCATGAAGTGGGCAGAATACAAGAAGATGCGGTACCTCGTGATGGTTGGGAAATGGCTGCACTTGCAATTGGATTAGGAGGCTCAATTGGTGAATTGTGGATTCAAGACGGTTTGTTACTGTTGACAGCCCTTGCTCTGTCGGGATTTGCTGGTTATCGTCTCTACCTTAAAAATAACTCTGAGAAGCGTCTACAAGATGCAATTGCTGCAGATGAACGGGCGATAGATCTTGCTTGCCGTTTTGGATATACTCTTCCCAATGCTTATAAAAGTTTAGGTGGTGCACTAAAGGAACAACTTGAACAAACTCGTAAGAAAAAGAGATCGTTTTATGAAGATAGATTGGAAGCTTTGCGCAAGAGTGCTAGTAAGGCGAGAGCAGAAATGGCCCAGCAAAAAAGTACTCAACAACCAACCACTGTAGAAAATGTATATGAATAGTGAAACTCTTGCTGACCTAGCTGCCGAAGCTTGCGATGATCGAAAAGCTGTGGACATTCACTTAATAGAAGTTGAAGAAGTTACTTCCATTGCCGATTGGCTTGTTATTACTACGGGATTTTCCAGCGTTCAAGTCCGTGCAATTGCTAGATCTGTCGAAGAAAAGATTGAAAAAGAGATGGGCCGATTGCCAATACACAAAGAGGGGTATAGTTCGGGTAGCTGGATTTTATTAGATTACGGAGAAGTCATCGTTCATATACTGACGCCTGAAGAAAGAAATTATTATAGTCTAGAAGCCTTCTGGGGTCATGGAAAACAAAAAACTTTCGTAAGGTCAAATAAAAATTAGCTAGGCTTCAGATCATGACAACAAGGTGCCCTGTCCCTCCTGAACAAAGACCTCTTGAAGAGTTTAGTCAATTGAAATCTTCTTGGTTCTTTGCGTGGCCCAGTGAAAATTTCATAAGTTTAACTAGACCTCTTGGTTTTAGTTGGTTATTGTTACTTCCGGTTAGTCTCTTAATTGCAAGCGGAAGTGTCCCTCTTCGTCATGATTTACCTAGATTGGTAATAGCAAGTGCCGTAGCTGCAATTATGCTTCCTTTTTTACTACTTATCCGTCAATGGTTAGGTTGGGCTTACGTTAATAGGCGGTTACTTTCCAATCAAATTGAGTATGAAGAATCGGGTTGGTATGATGGCCAAACTTGGGAGAAGCCATTATCGTGGCGACAACGAGATTTACTTGTAGCGCAGTATCAAGTTAAGCCCATTCTCATTCGTCTTCAAAAAGCGATGGGAATAGCTGCTGTCTTGATGATGTGGGGTGCAATTCTTTGCCAGGTTCATTAGAATATTTTAAGTATGTTTAGCTCGAAATCAGAATACAAGTTTTCTTCTAATTCATCTGCCTTTCATGTTCAAGTAATACGTAATGGAATTGTTGAATCTATTCATAAAGTTCATGTAGTGGTATGTGATAAGCATGGGAAAACCCTAATGCATTTAGGTGATTGTAAGTATCGAAGTTTTATACGATCAGCTTTAAAACCTTTTCAATCTATACCATTTGTAACAACAGGATTAATAAATGAAAATACTTATATTCAACAGCATTTGGCTATTGCTTGTTCATCTCATGATGGCACACCAATACAGGTGCGATCCGTACTTGCGCTTCTTAAGCAAGCAGATATCAGTACGAGTTTATTACAATGTCCAACGCCTATAGGCCGAACCAGTCCTCTAGAACATAATTGCTCTGGGAAACATGCTTCTTTCTTAGTGACTTGTAAATATATGAGCTGGGACCTAGAAACATATATCAATCACAACCATCCCTTACAACAAGTTATTTGTAAGTATGTCTATAATGTTTTAGGTGTTAAGGAAAGAGAGATTATTATGGCTCATGATGATTGTGGTGCACCAACTCTGAACCTTCCGTTATGCGATATAGCTCGCCTTTATGCACATCTAAATAACTTTAGTCAGCGAGAAATACAGATCCTTAGTAAAGCAATGGTTAAGTACCCAGCGTTGGTGGCAGGAGACGGGAGGTTTGATACAGAGTTGATGAGAAGAGGATGCAATCAAGTTCTTAGCAAAGGTGGTGCTGAAGGAATTCAATGTATCAGCCACCTCAGAGAAGGAATTGGAATTGCTATCAAAGTTGAAGATGGGAGCAGAAGAGCGAAACAGGCAGCTGCTATCTATATACTTAAAAAGCTACGGTGGTTGGAAGATAAAGAGTTAGAAACTCTAGAAGAACAATTCTTAATTGTTAATAAAAACGTAGTCTTAGCAGTAAGAGAAGCCTAATCTTCCACAGGATTCTGTTACTTTCCTCAGTCCGCAATCGTACATGATGCGTTTTTGACCAATCATGATGTATGATTTGAGAGACGACGCGGGGTAGAGCAGTCTGGTAGCTCGTCGGGCTCATAACCCGAAGGTCGGGAGTTCAAATCTCCCCCCCGCCATTAAACATTCCTAGTTTTGTAGAAACTTGATCCTGCTTTCGTATTCTGATTAATTTACCCTATTAATCTTACCTTTCTCACTCTATATCTTAGACAAATATCACTCAATTTCAATATCTTCATTGTTTTCTATATAAACCTTTTGAGTTGGATAGGCAAATTCTATACCTTTCTCAGAAAAAGCTCTCACTATTTCTATGTTAACTCTATGTTGAATATCTAGAGCAAAACTGTAGTCATTATTTGGAATATAAAAAACAAGTTCAAATTCAAGAGCGCTATCCGCAAAAAGCATAAGGTGACAACGACCAAATTCCGCACCATCAATACTACTAATCACTTCATATGTTAACTCAGGGATTTCTTCCAGAATATCCACAGGTGTTTGATAAGTAACACTAATACGGTGTAACAACCGACGACGAGGAATATCGGCAAGATTATGAAGAGTTGCATCTAATAAGTCCTCGTGGCTTACTACAACTCTTTCCCCATCCATACTACGCAACTGAGTGGAACGGACCCCAACTTTCTCTACTCGAGCCACGATTGAATTGTATTTAATTAACTGTCCTACAGAGAAAGGTTTGTCAAGCAGAATAGTTAGGTAATTTGTAAAGTCTCGGGCGGGACCCTGCAATGCAAATCCCAGACCAATACCAGCGCCAGCAAGCGCCGCAAAAATGGTTGTAAAACCAACCCCCCTATACTGTAAATACAGTAAAATACCAAATACCCAGATTAGAGCCCGAATCATTGGTGCAAAAGCCAAAAGCATTTCAGGACTAGAATTGCTATCAGCTCTTGATAGCACCTGTTCTAAAAATCGCAGACAAAGATTATTAACTAACCGTACAACAACAACGGATACTAAAACGCTTGAGACTTGATGCAGAACAAGGTCTCCAGAGCCTTGTGTGGGTGCAGCATCCCAAGCCCATACAGACATAGTTAGATAACCGATTAATATAAATGCGTTGAACAGTATTCCTAGTATAAGTCTATCAATTGCAATACGTGTTCGCCGGGCAGCATTTAAAATTGAGTTTCTTAAGAGAGTAGCTACAGCCCAGACTCCACCACAACCCATAATCCACCGACTTAGAGCTTCGAGTACATCTGCAGTAGATGAACTTATAGGAATAATAGATACAAGAGGTGATAAGAATAAAGACATTAGGAGATCCGATTATGGCAAGCCAAAAGCATTTTGATGCAATTGTTGTTGGTTCAGGCGCAAATGGTAGCATTGCCTCAATGGTACTAGCACAGTCTGGGCTTAGAGTCTTAGTCTTAGAAGCAGGTCCTGATTTACACCCGAAGCGCGCTTTCAGCACTGAACCTATCAACACAATACGACGTCTCGTGAATGTAAATAGCAGTAAAAGGAAGATACAAACACAGCACCCTGGATATTGGAAAGCCAATCCAGAATTATTTGTTGATGAACAATTAAATCCTTATTGTACTCCAATTGAAAAGCCTTTTTTTTGGAGTAGAGGACGTCAAGTCGGTGGAAAAAGTTTGACTTGGGGTGGCATAACCGTAAGGTTATCGGATTTTGAATTCAAAGCCGGCGCACGGGATGGTTACGGACCATCTTGGCCTATTTGTCATGAAGATCTAGATAAATACTATACATATATAGAAACAATGTTGGGTGTTCACGGATATTGTGATGGATTGCCTCAACTTCCAGATGGAAATTATAAGAAAGCCTTTCCTTTTACAGAAGGAGAAAAAAAACTTAAAAATTTAATATATAGAAAATTGGGATTGCCATTGATACACTCAAGAGGCTTCAGTTTACATCAATCGAGAGAAGTAGGAAGTTGGCCGCGTTCTACAGCGCAGGGAGGTGCGTTAGGAATTGCTTTGTCAACAGGAAGACTACAGATTTATAGCAATTCCATTGTAAGCCATATCGAATTTGATAATACTCAGTCAAAAGCAACAGGAGTTGTATATGTGGATAGAAACAGTGGCTGTGAGTATTGTGTAAAAGCGAATTTAGTAGTTCTTTGTGCTTCTACCATCGAAACAGTGCGTATCTTGTTGAATTCAAGTGAAAATCAGCACTCTACCGGTCTTATTGATCCATCTGGTCTGTTAGGTCACTATCTAATTGATCATATTTCGCATAGTTGTTTTTTTACTTTAGAAAACGATCATTTTTCGAAACGGAATGATGAACTTTCTGGTGCAGGAAGTACGTTTATTCCAAATACTGTCAATCTTAACTCGTCAAATGACTTGCCATTCTTACGAGGATATGGCATCTGGAGTGCTATTCAAAGATTTGATCCACCCACTTTATTACAACGCTATCCAAATACAGTAACAGGATTTCTGATTGGACATGGAGAAGTACTACCTGAATTTTATAACCAGATCTCCATTACAACATTAAAGGATGCTTGGGGTATTCCAATAGTACAAATTAATTGTTCCTGGGGTGAAAACGAACATCATATGATTAAGCATATGTATCAAAGGATGTTAGAAATCGTAGACAATGCTAATGGGATTATCCAACCATTAGAAGAACTATTCAAAGTCCCTTTCGTGGAACCACTTTTTCGACAGAAAACCACATTTACGAATCGAACCGCGCCTCCTGGTTACTATATACATGAATTAGGTGGTGCACGTATGTCTAGTACAGAAAAGCAGGGCGTCGTTAACTCATGGAACCAATTATGGCGTTGTCCAAACCTTCTTGTTACTGATGGAGCTTGTTGGCCATCTGCTGGGTGGCAAAGCCCCACTTTGACACAAATGGCTATAACTTGGCGTGCCTGTGAGTATGCTATTTATTCGCACAAAATATAAGAAGGAACATTTCTGACAATAAATTAAATATATTTAATCATTACAGGTGAGAATTTGTTCAATACTACACTAGGCTAACCATTGCAAAACTCAATATTCAAAGTTGAAATAAGCAAAGTTCCATGTCAACACAACATTCAGATAGTGATCTCCGCTATGATCTAAATAGCTTTCAATCCAATAAATCATGATTCATTTGTCGAACTTATTATTAGCTGCAGTTATGTGGGTACAGGTCCCACAATGGTCAGCTGATTGGTCCAAATGTGCTGTTGATTTGCCGGACGTGAATTGCCACTGGTATGTAGTAGCTCCTGATAATACTTTTGGAGAAGGTTTTGATTGGGCTACATCTCCTTGGTTTGATGCCAATGGCTTACAAGACATTAGTGCCTTACATGAAACGTTAACTAACTTACAAAACAGCTAACATTTGCATTGATCAAGCATCGTTGTGAACTGGATAAAGTTAATAGTGCAAACACAAATATCTTATTAATGGAAAGTTCTTCGAGTACTCGCTTTTTAGTTTTGTAGTTGTCATTGACCTGGAAGAAGAAATATAGCAAGGTTGTACTACATATAGACAGTATACTGTAAACACGGTTGCCAGCCATAAAAGAGTTTATACAATTCAGATGGCTAATTGAAGTTACTTACCGAAAGAGGTACTATCCCTATTGTTATAATAAGTAGAAATAAATTACTGAATAGCATAAAACTCGAGTTTTCAATGTCAAAATTTATTAGTCTTAAACTGCTTGCGGTGGCTTTAATTCATTCACATATAGGATGTAATTTAGGTTAGAATTGTTATATACTAATAATTCTCTCTGTATTAAGCAGGGTTATTTTTAATAATGAAGTCAGGTTGAAAACCAGCAAGTTAAAATTCTGATTAACCTATATGTATCAACTGTGGCAGCATTTCTCTGTAGGGGCAAATGCCCCTACAGAGAAGCGTTTTATCTATTAGTAGCGATTACCGCCGCCACTATAGCCACCACCACCGCCACCACCACCATAGCCACCACCACCACGACCACCACCGTAGCCACCGCCATAGCCACCACTACGGTTTCCACCACCACCAGTGCGTGGTTCGGCTTTATTTACACGGATCATGCGACCCATCCACTCGACATCTTGCAGATCGTCAATAGCTTTTTGCTCATCGGCTTCATTTGCCATTTCCACAAATGCAAAGCCGCGCTTACGACCAGTTTCACGATCAAGAGGAAGACTAACCTTGCTCACATCACCATATTGAGCAAAGAGACCTTGAAGATCCTCTTGCTCGGCGTCGAACGAGAGGTTGCCAACGTAAATAGACATTAAAAAAGAACAGCCAAGTTGAGATTGATTCGCTGACGCTCTAACAAAGTTGAAGGCTTGGCTGAGTTCACTGAATCTTAAACAGCTTACTCGTTCATCTCAACTTGATCAACTCTAAATATGAATTCAATATTAAGTATTAATCTTATATTGACTCATCGAAGAACTGTTAATTTTCAGTAACTAGAAATAATAATATGCGTATTCATCGAACCTTTAAACAGATAAATAACATCTTTCTTAATGCATCTAATTGCCCTGATGGCTTGCTCCTCATTTCCTAATCGCAGACCATATCAATTAGAAGTCTATTGAATTAATCTATATGACTCACATAAATCAACTGATTTACGATAATAATCGAACCAATTAACAAATTAGGAGTAATTATTTTTACTGAGCATATTATTCCATGAATACACCTGAAGTAATTTAAAGAAACCTCTGGTATAGATCCATTTTTATACGATTTTAGTGGGAGCAAAGAATAAAATTAACACTTGTCATTATTTTTACCTCATATTTCAGATTGAACAGATTTTTATATTGGAAAAACTCTTTCAAAAATATTTTTGTATGAATAAGTTAGGATAGAAGAAACTTAGTGATTAAGCCTATTGATTAAGATGCTATTAAATTAAGTTAACACAAGGAGAATAGCCTAGCTCTAAAGTAAAATGACAACTTTTTCAATAATAAACCAATCTACTCCCAGTCTTAAGGACCTACCCAATCCTGAGTGTTATAAAAATATCTCACTAGATGTTACAAAAATTCACCCAAACCCAAATACTGATCTAGGCATTTTCTATATTCAGATAATCCTCTTCTTAGTGAACCACATACACTATACGAATACAGTAGACTTGTGATTGCGTCAGTTACACAATTATAAGTGACTTGAATGAGGCTTCGTATGAGTATCCTATTAGAGTGCTTTCATTGTTACAATGAGATCGAATTCTGCAATAGAACTTAATGATTATTTAACAGTGAGACTTGACTCAACCCTAATCTTAACTAAAGTCGGGGCGACAGGATTCGAACCTGCGACCTAGTGCTCCCAAAGCACCCGCGCTACCAAGCTGCGCTACGCCCCGCATCTAACAAGTCTAACCGGGGAGTTTCACTTTTTTCAACAGTAATGATTGTGTCTTAATTAATGAGAATTTTATAGCTATACAAGGAAAGACACACTATAAGTAAGGTTAGTCATCCTCAATAAGGAAACAAACAATTAATTTAGACTTGTACTTATTCTAATCAGTCCTAATATTCGATCACAGAAAGCTAGAACAACTGTGTCAATTAATCGAATAATAAATTCCCAGAACGATAAGGGGCGAATTTCCGGGTAAAAAAAATCCTCAGGAGAGTTTTTTAATATTCAAGACTCCTCTTGAAATTAGCTTTATAATTCATATATTCTATTGTGTTTTTTGAATAAGTTCAAACTTCTTATTGGTTTGTCCTTTGTCATAAATCTTTGTGAGAGTGTTTTTTAGAAGGGACGAATATAATTAAAAGATAACTAATGAAAAGCTCAGGTTTACACACCTCGAACAACTTTCAGGAAATATAGTTAGTGCGATTAACTCAGTATTGCCCTGCGTAGTTTACTTTTTTTTCATGAAAATTTACAGTGTTTGGTGACTTCAGCAATTTTAAGATGCAATAAAAAGGAACAATCATTATGTTCACTAACTCTTATGAAGACCGTTGGAATTCATTCAAGAATTATTGAATATTTAACGACATTTCTATAAGATCTGACTTATTTTGAATGGGTCGCCTGAGATTCGAACTCAGGACCAATCGGTTAAAAGCCGAGTGCTCTACCGCTGAGCTAGCGACCCTGTTGTCCCTGATGGGCACCAATAAAACGTACCACGTGGAGGGCACCCTAACTCAATGTTGAGCAAATCAAATACAACAGTATCGTTATCCTCAGATAGTACTGCAACGATAGTACTTCTACAAAAGTTTTTCCCGATAGTTACGATTATTGATCAAGGATTTTTATTTTTCATCACTAATCGAATTAGATAGATACTAAGATGGCAGATAAATACGCTTAGATTCCACATATCATCATTCTTTAATTACCGTAAAGAGAATTGTGGCAATTCAATTGCTAGTGTTGATTGTGATACAGATGTAATTAAGTCGAAACCATTGAGTTATAGACAGTGCTATACTGAGACTGAAGCACAAATACAATCATGCTGTCGAAAAACATCACAATATTGGATGAATTCAAGGCCCAGTACTTGTTTTGCTAAGTAATGTTATTCATGAAAAAGTACAAATCAGTTTCCCTGGAAAAGCTAGTATACAGATTAGATGCTATTATGTATATGCTCTTTATATACGTCAGTTTCGCGCTAATCTGCTCCCAGAAAATGCTAACTCATAACTGAAAAACATTTCAGTACTGTTTGAGATATACTACATTTGATGCGATTAGCAAAAACCAGAGCAGCTCTTGCCATTAACTCTTTAGTATGCTCCATTATTTCCCTGAATAATCTCATGGATCTGCGGCTTGCTCTTGTCTCTGCTCCAATTTTACTGGCTTTGGGTTGGGCTGGATTTAATATTGGCCGTGCGGCGGTCGGACAATTACAATTAATGATTAAACGTTCTCGTAGATAAGTTCTCCGTTGAGAGCTATACATATACAAGAATAATAATCCTTTTTCTGGTCGCTAATATACATACCAGCTCATTTATAGTGTTTATGAGCTGGGTTACTCTTTAACGTGATGAAGATGTAAACTTATAAAGTTGTTAAGCTAAGACACTTTCGAACTTAGAAATTTTGAATTATTATTTATGAATCAAACAGGATTCACAGATTTGGACTTCCTTCTTCTCTACTAAGAAATACTACAATAGTATAAATCATATCAGGGAGTGTCACTCTCTAACTGAATTCCATCTAAAATGTATCTCTCCTATTCAAACAACATTACTAAGTGAAAACGCTATCGAAGTTGCGCTCTACTAAGAAGTATTGGGCTTTGCTATTGATCCTGACTGCAAAATACTATTAAGCCTTGTTAGCTAATTAAACCATCACTTATTTTGCTCTACTGACTACTATAAATAGAATTGTCTGAGTAGCAAAAAGATTTAAGTCGTCTTACAAACTTATCCTAAAAGATATTTCAGTAAGTTACATACTAAAATCGATTTCCCTGATCTTCAGTTATGCATGACATATAAATAGCCCATGCGAGTAGTAAATAAAAAATAGATTGGAACTCATATTACAATATCTTTGTGAGTTGGTCTTGCTCGTATCATTTACTTTGATGAAAGAATTCGTAGAAATATGGACTGATTGTTTAGTCTCAGGATAACATTAAGCCTCTTACCGTTTTAGGTAATATGACCCCATCCATTAATAACGTTACTTCCTCACTTAACACTGAATTAGATGCATTAATAATTGGTTCAGGGGTTGGTGGACTCGTAACAGGAAGCCAGTTAGCATCAAAAGGTGCAAAAGTTCTAGTGCTTGAACGCTATTTAACCCCCGGAGGAAGCGGCAGTAGTTTTCGACGAGAAGGTTACACTTTTGATGTTGGAGCTTCGATGGTATTTGGCTTAGGGAAAAAAGGGTATACGAATCTATTAACTCGAGCTTTAAACGATATAGGCGAGGAATGCTCGACAATCTCCGATCCAGTACAATTGGAGTATCATTTACCAGATCAGTTTAGGCTAGAAGTAAACTATCAATATAAGGACTTTATCGCATGCCTCTCCAATCTTTTCCCTCATGAATCTAAAGGTATCTCTCAATTCTATAATACTTGCTGGCAAATTTTCCGTGCTTTGGATGCAATACCGTTACTATCCCTAGAAGACCCGAATTATCTTGCAAAAGTATTTCTCCGGAATCCTCTTGCTTGTTTAACTTTGGCGCGCTGGCTGCCAGTTAATGTAGGCGATGTTGCTAGACAATATATTACAGATGAGCGACTACTGAAATTTATAGATATGGAGTGTTACTGTTGGTCCGTCATGCCTGCAGATTTAACTCCAATAATTAATGCGGGTATGGTCTTTTCTGATCGTCATGCTGGAGGGATTAATTACCCTAGCGGAGGTATAGGAACAATCGCCGAAAAGTTAGCAACAGGCTTGCAACGTTATGGCGGAGCTATTCGATATAAGAGTCGTGTGTCTGAAATAATAATAAAAGATGAAAAAGCGATAGGAGTCCGGCTAAGCAACAATGAAGAAATTTATGCACGGGTTGTAATTTCCAATGCAACTCGATGGAATACGTTTGGAACACTATTAAACAAAAGTTACATACCTAAAACAGAAAAGACTTGGTCGAAGCGCTATAAACCTTCTCCATCATTCGTATCACTACATCTAGGGGTCAGAGCTGAAGTAATACCTTTAAATACTCATTGTCATCATTTATTATTAGAGTCCTGGAACGAAATGGAAGCGGAACAAGGCACTATTTTTGTTTCAATTCCCACATTGCTTGATCCATCGTTAGCACCAACAGGACGCCATATAATTCATGCATTTACACCTTCAATGATTACGGGTTGGGAAAATCTGTATTCTAGCGCATACTTCCAAGCAAAAAAAACTTCAGCTGATCGACTCATTCATAGGTTGGAATCTATTTTCCCAGGATTAAATAAAGGAATTACAAATCTGGAGATTGGCACCCCTCGCAGTCATCGTCGTTTCCTAGGTCGGCAACAAGGGACATATGGACCCATACCAGCGCTGCGACTACCAGGTCTATTATCTATGCCTCTAAATACTACCGAAGTTGAACGTCTTTACTGTGTCGGGGACTCATGCTTTCCTGGACAAGGTCTTAATGCTGTCGCTTTTAGCGGTTTTGCTTGTGCTGATCGTGTTGGTGCTGACTTAAATTTAAATTAAAAATATATCAATATATTAGAACATCTTATTATTACAGAGTTTGATTAGTAACTTCGAAGGTTGACAGTACTACTATTTACAGCAAAACTGGTTTTATTCTCTAATAAACGAAGTTGCTGATGGAAAGAGTTTATTGTCAGGATAACCAGCTATGATCCATGAATCATAAAAACTCCCTTAGATTTGAAAAGCTTATTAAGTAATAGTTCTTTCACCTTCCAAATTTAATGTTAAACAATTCACAGACCTTTCTCACAAAGGATGAAATTGTATTTCCTCTTTCACCTTTAATTCGCATTACCCTACTATTGTTATACTTAGCAATAGTGTTGCCTTTACCGATCATAGCGCCTACCCCATTACGAGTTGAAGTGCTTGCTTTACTTTTACTGGGTATTGTTTTAATATGGAGTTTAGTTAGTGAAAAGATTTCTATCAGCCGTTTAAAAATAGTTAGAGGTTATCCTCGCTGGTGCCTATGGTTTTCTTCCAACAAATGGGAGATGAACTGGAACGACATACAAGGGCTTATTCCAGTAAAGTCTAGCCAAGGAGGTCAAGTATACTACATCAAATCAAGGGATAATGAAGCTTATTTGTTACCTCAGCGAATTACTAGGTTTGATAAATTTATAAATCATTTTAAAGAGATGAGTGGTATTGAGTTTGTATCAGTAGATAAACTGACTCCCTCATGGACTTATGAATTATTAGCAATCTTAAGTAGTTTAATAATTATAGCAGAAATGCTAACCTTTTTTTTCATCAAAGTTACATTTATCTAAGTTATGAGTTATATTATCATTATGTGTTGGTAGGTTTTCCAAGCCGAAACGGTAACCTTTTTGACGAACTGTAATAATACCACCACCTTTTCCTAAACCAGCCTGTTCTAGTTTACGCCGTAAAGTAAGTACTTGAGTATCAACAGACCGGAGACCTCCAGATAAAGGAGGCCAAGCCATTCGGAGAAGATACTCCCGGGAACAAACTTTGCCAGGTGGCATCAGTAAAGCACAAAGCAAAGCAAACTCCCGGGGACTAAGATCTACCGGTTTATCATGAAAAGTGACTTGTCTGAGTAAGATGCATACTTGCAATGGCCCTACACAAACTCTTTCTTTGAGCCCAGAGTTAGAGAGAAGATTTAGTTGAGTACGACAACGAGCTGTTAATTCCTCTAAATTAAAGGGTTTACGCAACACATCACTTGCGCCTGCATCTAAAAAACTGACTAATGATTCTGTTTTAGCTAAAATATCCATTAATATTATATTATGACAGTGGAGTTGTGCTGCTATTTGCAGTGGGGGACTATCCTCTACAATATCAGAACTAATAAGTAGGTCCGGAAGATGATATGTACACATCTCCAAGGCTTCGGCACCTGTACCTACACCAACAACAAGGTGTTTATCTTGCCGTAAGCGCAATACTATAACATTCCGTAGTAAGGGATGTGGTTCTACAACTACGATTCGCCGGGGAGTCAGACATAGCGAAGATCTATTTTGCAAGGGAGATGTCCTACGATAAGTGCTTATGATTATAATTTTAGATGCATATCAGAAACCATATAACCTTATTCAGGATGGTTTAATTGATCATTAACCAAGTGATAGCACGTATGAATACTACTAGTATTTTTTAGACCTTGAATATTTAGACCGCCAGGTATCCAAAGTCTAGTAATAAATAAATCATACTATAGTAAAATAATCTTAGGAGAATTTATTGGTATACTGTGCCGTTTCACGAGGCTAAGGCACTAGTCAGTTTGTCTCGCAATTCACCTGAGTGATACATTTCAATAATGATATCAGATCCTCCTATAAATTCTCCATTGACATAAACTTGGGGAATTGTCGGCCACTCTGAATAATCTTTAATACCTTGACGTATCTCCATATCAGATAAAACATCAAATGTTTCAAACGGAATATTTAATGCATTGAAAATTTGTATAACATTATTTGAAAAACCACACTGTGGCATTATCTTAGTCCCTTTCATAAATACAAAGACAGGACTAGACATAATGAGAGCATCAATCCGTTGTTTTAATAAAGAGTCCATATACGAAAAGGTTTAAGATGATGAAGTTTGTGTAATTACAAGGGTAATAGCACCAATTCATTCAAAGTGCTTTTGTATTGAGAACAACAGCATGAATCGTTCCACCAGTCAACTCTTTTTTCAATGATTCATATATCAGCTTATGCTGTTTTACTCGTGAAAGCCCAGTAAAAGTTGAAGAGATTACTCGTACAGAGATATGGTCGCCCGTTCCTGTTAGATCTTCAATTTCTATTATCGCATCAGGGATGAGAGTGCAAATGGCTTGATAGATTTGTTGGAATGACGTCATCGTTAGAATAATTTATTAATAGGTTTAACATTGTTTCTTCAAGGATTATAGTGTAAGTCCTCAAAAAAGTTTATCACGCAATTTCCCTTCCTTCGACAGAGAGAGTTTAACAATAGTTTCATATTACTTTAATCATGCATACAATTGCTTGACTTATATTCTAACAGTCCTTTTATGTGTAAGATAGCAATCTTAACATTCACTGGTTAAGATTTAAAATATAGTTATGCCCTTAAATAGTACTGATCTTTCTTAAGTTAGGTCTTTCTGATAGGGACGCCCAACAGCCAATCGAGCTGCCAATTCAGCAGAGTGCAATGAATCAATAAGGTTGGCATTAATTTCCGTAACAGCATTATCACCTTTACTGCTAAGGCTAATTGGCGGACCAAAACAGATAGCAGCTTGATCATGAGGTAGTGGGAATGGATGACTGTATCCAATACCGACAGGGACAATTTGTACCGGAATACCGACTCTCTGAGCCATCAATGCTAAACGAGCAATGCCAGTATATAATTTAATGGAATGATCAACTCGAGAAATTCGTCCTTCAGGAAACATTACTAACTGTTCATGATCAGCTAGTAAATCAATAACTAATCTTAGACTGGTTAATGATGGTCGATCCTGATCTATAGGAAAACAGCCCAGTTGATTCAGAAACCACCCTTGTATCCCTTTCATCTCATTGTGTGTTACCATAAACCGACACTCGCGACCCGTTGCTCGTCGGCCAGTGAAATAAGATAAAAGTATAGAATCCCAGCGAGCACGATGAACCGGGGCTAATATTAGTGGCCCTGAACTAGGAAGATGACTTTTACCTAAAACCTTTGTTTGGCCGAAATACCCTCTGAGGAAAATATCTTGAGTCAGTAATGTTGCGAGTGGGGCCAAATAGGAGTTTATCTTTTTCCCTCTCCTATTCTGTTTAGACCGTTCATTCCTCACGTTCATAACGATGACCTTGCATACGTAACATCAAGGCAGATTCATACAGTAGCCGTGTTTAATTCTTGACCATGTTCGAATTCTGTGGCAACTATCTGATTGTCCGATAAGATTGCCATCTTTCATTTTCTTTGTGTTATGGCAGGGCTCGGTGTTAACATTGATCATATTGCCACTGTACGCCAAGCTAGATTTGCACTAGAGCCGGACCCCGTGCCTATAGCGTTATTAGCAGAATTAGGTGGTGCTGATTCTATTACCGTTCATCTTCGAGAGGATCGTCGTCATATACAGGATCGTGATGTCGCGCTGTTGCGATCTACTATAAACGGACGTCTAAATTTAGAGATGGCAGCAACAAATGAGATGATAGAGATTGCATCAGCAATTAGACCTGATATGGTTACTCTTGTGCCTGAGCGACGTGAGGAACTTACTACTGAAGGTGGCCTGGATGTTGTGAGTCAAAAAGCCTTATTATCTGATGCAGTCAAGGCTTTGCACAAGATAGGTATTCCTGTCAGTTTCTTTATTGATCCGGTTATTAAACAATTAGAAGCATGCAGAGATATAGAGGCTCTATACGTAGAATTACATACCGGTACGTACGCTGAGGCACAAAGTAAATACCAGGCGTTAGAATTAGCACGCCTTAGTAAGAGTACTGCTATTGCTCGTAACTTAGGATTGAGAGTAAATGTAGGTCATGGACTAACCTATCAAAATGTCGAACAAATTGCGGCTATAGAAGGAATCGAAGAACTCAATATCGGTCATACAATTATTGCCCGGGCAATGATTGTCGGTTTAGAAGAGGCCGTGCGTCAGATGAAACAATTGATCCAGAATCCCCGTTACAATCCTATCTTCTCAGGAATTTAACAATGAGCACTTATTATTTCGTAGCCGCGAGTGAACGTTTTCTTACTGAGACTGATCGCCTTCAGGAAGTCTTACAGGAACGATTATCTAACTATACCAAAATAGGTAGAACCATCGACTTTTGGTTAATTAGGAATCCAAAATTTCTTCAGTCTCACACGTTTAAATTAATGATAGCGAACATTCCGGGTCCTATCGCTTCAATAGTCTCAACAGATGCAAAATTCATCGAATTCTTGAAGCTTCGGCTAGAATTTGTAGTTAAGGGAACTTTTGAAACAACACCGAATACCAGCAATCATATTTTAAGTAGCGTAAAAGCATAGATTGAGTTCGAGCTTGATAAGGTAGTCTTCTTCACTTGGATGTTAATAGTAGGTGCTTAGTAAATGTAAAATTTGTTCTTACCACATTTACCCTATTTTATACCGTATATACGGAGTAAGCTATTATTTTACGTTAAAGTAACCGTTCAGTAACTTAATAATCACTGAAGCAATAATTAAAGGAAAATAAGAAAATTATTTGTAACCCAAATGGTAGGATGAATACGTACAAGTCAAGAAAAGTTCTTACTTATCCTAATAGCCTGATCAGAATACGGAGGGGGTGGGATTCGAACCCACGGAGGTTTTACCCTCGCCGGTTTTCAAGACCGGAGCCATCAACCACTCGACCACCCCTCCAGAGAACGGTCCGTAGGACCGTCCTAACTCACTAATTGTATCTGATCTTAGTGGGTTGGCTTGGCTAAAGGTAGCAAACATTTATCTGAATCACAACCAGCGGGTCCTGCTTCACTCATTTCATCAATTTCATAGCGTTGTAAAGCTGCAAAGAAATCATTGTTAACCCGTCGTTTTAGAACTGCTGCCTCAAGGTTCTTATAAGTCATTTCATCAATAGGCTCAAAAGGTAACCGAGGGAAAGTTGCATTTGCATCAAAACGAGCCAACAAGGCTGCTGAGATATACCCTTCTCCATCATGAATAGCTTGATAAATAGCGTCTGTCAACTGCTCAATTTCTTGTTCACGAAACTCCACCGTCGCTGAAGTATTATGAGAGGTATAGTATTTCTGGACTTGCATATAGAAATCAAATTGAGCTACAGCCGAAAAGTTATTGATCTCAACGGTATCGGCACCTGGAATGTTAGCCCAACTCACTTCCGTAGGGATTTCCACTAGCCATTCAGTACAACGTGCATCGAAAGGATCATCAAGTAAACGTCCTTGCTCATCCTTGTCCGACTGAGATGGAACAACAGTGTACCCATAGTCTATACAGGCTAATGCAACTGGGTCATTCTTTCGAAATGTTATGCGACGGATAAAACGTTGTGCTTTGGGAGGATGCCAGCCAGGTGATGCTCCAGTGAGTAAACTTTTCGTTCCGGCTGGTTGGACTGTCGTACAACGGTTGGGCCGACGTAGACCATGACGATCGCAGTAGGACCATACTGTTTCATTTACTATTTCTTTCCAACGACATAAGAATTCGATTTCTTTGTTTTTAAATATAAGACCTTCAGGAGTCTGCGGACGACCTGCTTCCCACCACTTCAACCAAGGAGTCCCGAACGCATGCACGAAAAAATCAAATAAGCCAGTAAAACTAACTCCAATAATCGGATCCCATATACGACTTTGTTGATAACGTTCTATTGTAAATCGATGATTAAGCATACATACGGCAGCTAAGCTACCTGCACGAAATGCATCGGCTTGTTCCTGTAAATTATTAGGGTCAATACGATTTAAATGAATCTCGGCTAGATTACAATGAAAATCTGCTCCAATAATTTCACCACATGGATTAAGACCATAACGATTTAACCGATGTTCTAACTCTCCCGTATCAATCTCAGGATATTTTAAATGTAACCAGCGAGTAACTTCTAAATGTCCTTTTTGACAATATAAGTCTATAAACTCTGAATGTAATTCAGGAGTTGTAAGTAAATCTGCATTCGCACGAGCAATAGCTTCAGGTGCAAACTGAATTGCACCCTCTCCACATTGAAACTGTTTAGTTACAGCTTCCAGTATTACATCTCTGTTAGGGCGAGAGTGAAAGATCCGTGTATGATTAGCCATTCGTAAAGCGTCACGCTCAGGATCAATACACCAGTTGCCTTCTTCATCTTGTTGCCAGAGCTTTTCTTTGGCGCCAATCGCTGAATGATCTTTTGCGCAAAATTGACGCATGCCCGCACTACGACGGATATTACCTGCTACTACTGTTAAGGCTGCCTCGTCGATCAGTAGACAACACTCCATTGAATTTAGTTGGCGGCCTAAAGCTTTATTTAATAGCTTCGTGACTCGTCCATACAAATCTTTTAATTTGACAGGGTTAGCCATCCCTCCAAAACCTTTTAGAGCTTCACCAATAGGCCTTACGTCTGAAAGATCGATACAGACTTCTACGGGACCTTCAAATCGATCATCGCTACAAAGCTCTAGCAACAATTGATAGCTATCTACCCAACCACGACGAGTATCACCAACCTTAATTGTCACTTTATTCCCCTTAATATTATAGGTAGTTGAATCCTGGCGCTGAGCAATGGGGGTTACTCCAATATCAGTAACTTCAGAGATAACTATATTATTCCTTATGATGGGAAGTTGTGCAATTAAATGTGGTTCAATGATAGCGCCAGTACCACAGCCCATCATGGCCAAATCCATCATCAGGCCAAATGCTTCCCAATCAACAAGATTTGTCGAAGTGCAATTATATGCACCAGAAAAGTTCTCAGGATTCTGAATCCATTCAGTGCCACCAATCCATAACCAGCGACCTGAAGGTAGAGCTTTATGATGTTCTAACATCTGTAATATTAAAGATACTTCATCTTCCTCAAGATATCCTAGTTTTTGCAAACCACTCAAATTGCGAGCTGTCACTTCAGTCCAGCTCTCTCGACTAACCATTGCTTTACGACTATAAGTTCGGTAAAATACTGGATTTGCAGCTGGTGCAGTGACTGGGAAATCTGGATAATGATCAGAATTTGATTTACAATTCTCCGTCAATTGAGATTCAGAGGCAATCACAGGACATGAACGACGAATAGTTCTTAAGCTAACTCCTACATCCAGTTTTAGTTGGCGATTCTCCTAAAATTTATGTTACCCTCATTGAGGTTCTACTACCATAAATCAATCCATAATCTTCAAATATTACCTCAGAATCGAAGGTTATCATAAGCCATTATACCTACACAATTTCTGTTTAGTCTTTAATCATTTAAAAATGTGATAGAGCCTGTTACCTGTCAGTCTGTAGTCTCTGCATATATGACATGAATTCAACAAAAATCTCCAACGACAATTCATCAATCCCAAATGACAATTCACCAGAAAGGATTAGAGAGAAACTGAAAGAGGAAGTTGACTGCAGACGTAACTTTGCAATTATATCACATCCGGACGCTGGTAAAACTACTTTAACAGAAAAACTACTACTTTACGGAGGTGCAATACAACAAGCAGGAGCAGTAAAGGTAAGAGGAGAACAGCGTAGAGTAACTTCCGATTGGATGGAGTTGGAGAAACAACGTGGCATATCAATTACGTCGACAGTTCTTCAATTTATTTACTCCGGTAATACTATTAATTTGTTAGATACTCCAGGACACCAAGATTTCTCTGAGGATACTTATCGTACTCTTGCTGCTGCTGATAATGCAGTAATGCTTGAAGATGCAGCGAAAGGACTTGAACCTCAGACGAGAAAATTATTTGAAGTTTGTCGTCTGAGACAGATTCCTATTTTTACCTTCATTAATAAGATGGATAGGCCGGGACGAGATCCATTGGAATTATTAGACGAAATAGAGTCGGAATTAGGATTAACTCCTTGGCCAGTTAATTGGCCAATAGGTTCTGGGGAGGAATTCCGCGGTTTAATTGATAGAAGAAGTAGAAAAGTCACATTATTTGAGCGAACTGAAAGGGGACGCCAGGCTAAGGAACATTGCTTATCTGTTGAAGATCCAGATCTTTACAATATTGTTCAACCAGAATTGATAGATAAAGCATTAGAAGAACTTGCACTACTTGAGGAAGCTGGAGCGGAATTGGATATGGAGTTATTACATTCAGGTGATCTGACACCTGTGTTTTTTGGCTCTGCCATGATTAATTTTGGAATTCGTTCGTTCTTGGATGCCTTTCTAGATCTTGCTCAAAAGCCAGTAGGACGTATTAGCACAGAGGGCATAATAGACCCCTTGCATACTAACTTTAGTGGCTTTATATTTAAGCTGCAGGCTAATATGGATCCTCGGCATCGTGACCGTGTAGCTTTTATGCGCGTCTGCAGTGGAATCTTTGAGAGAAATATGTTAGTACATCATGCCCGGACCGGGAAGAGTCTACGTCTGGCAAGACCTCAAAAATTATTTGGACAAGACAGGGAGGTCGTAGAGAGCGCTTATCCTGGTGATATTATAGGTCTCAACAATCCTGGTATGTTTGCCATTGGGGATACCGTGTACTCAGGACTAAAGAAAATTGAATATGATGGTATTCCATGTTTTAGTCCTGAGATTTTTAGTTACTTGAGAAACCCTAATCCTTCAGCGTTTAAAAATTTTCGGAAAGGAATAACTGAATTGCAAGAGGAAGGTGCTGTACAACTCTTATACGAGATAGACCTGAGTAAACGAGATCCTATCTTAGCGGCTGTGGGGCAGCTGCAGTTGGAAGTTGTTCAATATAGGTTAGAGTATGAATATGGTGTACAGACTCATCTAGAGCCTCTAAGTTTTACGGTGGCCCGTTGGATTACTGGTGGATGGGATACACTAGAAGCTTTGGGCCGTATTTTTAACTGTAAAATTGTTCGTGATGCTTGGAATCGTCCTGTTTTATTATTTAAGAACCAATGGAATCTAAACCAATTAATGGAAGACCATCCCAAACTAGGACTTACTTCTATTTGCGCCGGCAGTTAAAGATGTAGACCTCAGTAATCTTTAGTCTTATTATGAGATACAATTTACAGCCGGAATCAATCATCTGAAATAAGAAAGAAGCAATATAGATAATTCCATCATTGTCTCGATGAGAATTATCTTTAATCAACGATCAAATCCACAGGCGACCATTGGGTATTACTTTTACATACGCTTGCTTCTTGCTGGTAGATAGAGATTCAAAGCTGAGAAGAAAGCTGACTTATTATCTTTTCTAGATTATTTGAAGTCACTCTATAAATTTCACCACAAAAGTGACAGTTAAGCTCCGCAAAACCATCTTCATGTAACAAGCTGATTATTTCGTCAATTTGCAAAATTCGCAGAGCTCTAAGACTGCGGCGCCAACTACAGGGGCAGTGAAAGTTTATAGGTTGAGGATTGTCAATATTATGTAATAACTGAGGTTCTAGAGCTGGGAACAAGCTTTGTAATAAGAGCATAAGATCACCATTACATTCACATAAACGTTCACTAAAATTCTGAATATCACGACAGTATTCATCGAGTAACTCTACCAGACCTGTTTCTTCAGCAGCTTTAGGTAAAACTTGAATTAATAAGCCACCAGCATATTTAATGCTATCACTATCTATTTCTTCACCTAAATATAATGCTGAAGGTGTCTGTTCACAATACAGAAGATAAGAGGCAACATCTTCTGCAATACTCCCATTGACTAGTTCAACTGTGCTACTAAAAGGGTCTCCTCTTCCATTGTCACGAACCACGTTCAAATATCCTATTCCGACAGCATTGCGAAAATCAAACTGATAAGATCCTGATGGGTTTTTGACTAGATCTAACTCTAATTTGGGATTACCCACATATCCCCGTACAGTGCCATCTCGACCTGCATCCACTGTTAAGCCATCTAATAAGCCGTCAGAGCGAACCTTTAGATTGACACGACTATGAGTAACTTTCATTGAGCTAGCTAGCAATAATCCTGCTGTCATTGCACGACCAAGGAGAGCCGTTGTTAGACATGATAACCCATGACGTTGTCTGGCATAGCGACATGTGAGAGTCGAGTTCACAGCAACCAAACGAATTCCACCTTTAGCTGCTGTAGCTCTAATCAGTTGATCAGTCATTGCTATTGTCCGGTAGCTGAATTCATAGCCTATAGTTTGTATAAACGCTTGACCGTACCTTTTTCTAATCTCCACGCCTGATGAACCAATGGGAAAAATAATTCCGGTTCATGTGTCGCTATCAACATAACCCGATTCTGACTCACATCTGTTAATAGTGTTAACACTTCATCACGCATAGACCAATCAAGCCCCGCCGTTGGTTCATCTAATAAGAGTATTTGTGGATCGCGTAATAATTGAACAGCTATTGCAAGCCTGCGTTGTTGTCCTCCACTCAAAGATTCTGGAGGTGCGTGTAGAGAAATTTTTGATAATCCTACTTGCTCGAGCGTCTGCTGTATTCGATTACCTGGTATGTAACGATGTCCTAGTTTTAATTCTTGTCCTATTGTAAGACCGAGAAAATGCCGCTCGGGAAACTGAAATACCATACCAGAAAGCCAACGCCTATGCTGAATATTACGAATCTTCCGATTCCATCTGATTGTTCCACTCGTAAATCTCGTCAACCCGCTGATTACCTCTAAGAGAGTCGTTTTACCACTACCACTACGCCCAACAATCAATGAAGGTTCGTCTTTAGGAACTGTAAGATTTATAGAATTCAGTATACTAAGTTGCCCTCCATTCGCTTGATAATTAACGTCTTTTAGCTGTAACATGCTTTCATTAAACGTGTTTAGCGGGATAGTGAAGTCCTGACAATGATGGAAGTTCGTTTTCGCGATTTTAATCCTTTTAATTGTTGGATTTGGATGCGCTTTGCTCAGCCGGTACAAGTAACAGAAATAGACTACATTAATACGCTACTAGACAGTTGGTTTATCCTAGGGCGCATGGGATCCTTCAATGCCCAAAATTTACAGATACACTTACAAGGTTACGATATAAATTGGATGGAGTACGATAATAATCTATTACGGGATTCCCTAGGATCCTCAATAAATGCGATGAGTCAACCAGAATTCAAAGACGATTGGGCTAGATGCTGGATTGATTTAGGAGAGGGGGATAACATAGCATTGGATTTACTGATCAATGCACTACTACATATAGATGTTAATGTAGTTGAGATTGTAGAGCTTGTAATTGGTGGAATTAATGATGATTGGCCTGTCGAAGATTATCCTGAAGATTTATTGTCTCTTCCATTATAAAATTTTGAGTAGGGAATTACGACGCTTGTTAATCTCTCCGCCAAGGTTAAACCCAAATGATATATTGACGCTCAATTCATCTGAAACGCATTACTTAACTCGAGTATTACGTTATCAGATTGGCCAATACTTCATTGTCGTAGATGGAGTTGGCAGATTATGGAGTGCGATATTAGCATCTCCCAACGATGCCTATATAAAACAGCCTTTGTTGCAAGGGATTTCACCAGCCCCTCAAATTAATTTGGCACTAGCATTACCTCGTAAAGGTTTCGACAGTGTACTCAGGATAACAACTGAGCTAGGAATTGATCGAATTCAACCATTAATAGCAGAACGCTGTAGTTCTAATCAGGAAGAACGTTTTCAGAGATGGAATACTATTTTGGAGGAAGCAACTGAACAATGCGAACGCTTATGGTTACCATTATGTGGTCATCCTTGTGACGCACAGCGATGGATACAGAATCAAAGAAGGCATATAAATACTAACGTAGATCAGAAAGATGTACTAAAGATGTTTGCCACCACCCGACAAGATAACCTAATTTCCATTGATAACCTTCTCCATCAGGTTTCCTCGTATCAGGTATTACCTCGACAAATTTATTTTGCAGTTGGTCCAGAAGGTGGATGGACTTTAAAAGAAGAACAAATTGCAGAAGAATCAGGATGGCATGCTGTAACATTAGGTCCACGAATATTACTGACTCAAACGGCAGCTATAGCTGGTACAGCCTTAATAGCAAACTGGCGGATTACAAAAAACGGATTCTAAAACCACTTAACAGAAGAGACATATAATGAGTAATTACAACAAAAGCCCTATTGTTTTACAAGTAAGCAATATAATTATTCTACTTTCTAGCTTTTAAACATCTCACTTGCCATTGTTTTAAAGTTACCTAAATTTGCACCTGGTTGACGACGGGGACGAGGATTAATACCACTGGGCTGGAGATTTTCTGGAGCGAACGTTACATTAGTAATTACAGGAATCTTGGCTTGACTTTCACGTAATTCCACTGCGATAGCTTCAGCGGTAGTCAATTCATTAGACTTAACAGCTGGAGCTGCTTTCTCCTGAACCGGTACGGGTGGCTTTTCTTGTACAATTTCTTTTACGGTACTAACGGGCTTCACTTTCGTTACTGCCTTCGCCGTATTTACTGGGTTTGTATCTTTTGATTGTACAGCTTTTGTGGTATCGGTATCTTTGTCAAGTTCCAAAAAGAAAGTATTTTTTCGATTGAAAAACATGTTGGCTGACGAAATGATGAACTTGATTATCCGTTGCTTAAGACATTGAAGTCCTTCTGCTTAGGGGTGTGCAACACATTCAGGCCACACTGAGCCAGAATAATTATCTCACTTTAGAATTCGAGCCCATGCAAGAGAGTACTCTGACTATAGGTTTGCAGTTACTATGGATAGATAGATGGGCTTGGTCTTTTTTACTCAATGGGATATCACTTTTCTTAGCTTATACTTTTCCCTTTCTTACAGCTCAGGGGGCCATTCATTCAGGAATCCTGGGAATGGTTATATGGGGGAGTCTTGGCTGGAGGGGCTGGATACCAGTTGTAACTTATCTATTACTTGGGTCAACAGTGACGAAACTAGGATATAGGTACAAGAGAAAGATAGGTATTGCTGAAAGTCGAGGAGGTCGTAGAGGACCGGAAAATGTATGGGGGTCAGCGTCAACAGCCATTATACTTGCTCTAATAAGTATATACCCAAATGTGCCCATAGATTTAATCCTTATTGGATTTTCAGCTAGTTTTGCTAGTAAATTGTCTGATACTTTTGGTAGTGAAATTGGTAAACGTTGGGCAACAAAAACTATATTGATCACTTCGCTTCAACGAACATCACCTGGAAGCGAAGGGGCTATTAGTTTAGAGGGTACTCTAGGAAGCTTAGTAGGAAGTACGTTAATGACCCTGATCATGAGTGCATGTGGATTAATATCTGGTGGGGTAACATTGGCTCTGGTTTCTTCTACCAGTTTTATTGCAACTCTCATAGAAAGTATAATTGGAGCTACTCTACAAAAGAGAGTGCGATGTTTAACGAATGAAATTGTAAACTCTATCCAAACACTAATGGCGTCACTACTAGCCATTTGTGGAGCCTTACTCATACACGCAAGATAGAAAGTAACCTTGGAGATGATGTATTCTATGGTGCTACATCGAAAGTATTCACCACACGTATTGGTTCACGAATTCATACGTTACACACAAGACTTGAGAAATAATTATTTTTTCACGCAAGTTCTAAGCATATTACATATATGCTTAGAACTTGCGTGAAGTCTGGTAAGGTTGAATTATGCTGGAGCTACCTTTGAGACTAGGTAATTGTCTCAAATAGCTAAGATAGAATAGCTAGGGACATCTATGATACCGTCTCAACACTCCATTCTTGATAAGGCTGTATTGACTTAAGTTGTGGCAATATTGAAGTAACTCTAGTCAAACGACGCGATGACCGGAATTATAGCCCTATCTCAGAATATGTTGCAGAACATTCAAGAAAAAGTAGGAACAAATAGTCGTTTCGATACTCAAATTCACCGGCGTCCAACACGCACTGTTATGGTAGGTAATGTACCGATAGGCAGTGAGCATCCCATAGTAGTTCAATCAATGATCAATGAAGATACTCTTGATATTGAAAAGGCAGCCCGTGGTATCTGTCGTCTAGTTGATGCCGGCTGTGAGATTGTGCGAGTCACGACCCCGTCAATTGCTCATGCTAAAGCCGTTGGCGAAATACGTAGTCTTCTAACACAAAAAGGTTATCAAGTACCACTCGTCGCAGACGTTCATCATAACGGGATAAAGATAGCGATGGAAGTATTAAACCATGTTGATAAAGTACGCATCAATCCCGGGCTGTTCATATTTGACAAACCAGGGGTAAAACCTAATGATTTCACAACAGAAGAATATGAATATATTGGTGAACGTATACGAACGACTTTTGAACCTCTAGTCAAAAAGCTGAAAGAACAGAATAAAGCTCTTCGGATCGGAGTTAACCATGGTTCTTTAGCAGAACGTATGTTGTTTACATATGGGGATACTCCGCAAGGGATGGTTGAATCGGCCATGGAATTTATTCGTATTTGCCATGCCCTCGATTTCCACAACATAATAGTTTCAATGAAAGCCTCTCGCACCCCAATTATGCTGGCGGCTTATCGTCTTATGGCTCATACAATGGATAAAGAGGGGTATCACTATCCTCTACATTTGGGAGTTACAGAAGCTGGTGATGGAGATTACGGTCGAATCAAAAGCACTGCAGGTATAGCACCTCTTCTAGCAGACGGTATTGGTGATACGATTCGGGTGTCATTAACAGAAGCACCAGAGAAAGAAATTCCAGTTTGTTACTCTATCCTGCAATCATTAGGCTTGCGCAAGACAATGGTCGAATATGTTGCCTGTCCTAGTTGTGGTAGAACTCTCTTCAATTTAGAAGAAGTGTTACATAAAGTCCGCCTTGCTACTTCCCATTTGACGGGCCTTGATATTGCAGTCATGGGTTGTATCGTTAATGGCCCTGGTGAGATGGCTGATGCTGATTATGGATATGTTGGTAAAACGCCAGGTATTATATCCCTTTATCGAGGTCGTGAAGAAATTGGGAAAGTTCCAGAATCCGAAGGAGTGACTGCACTTATAGAGTTAATAAAAGAAGATGGCCGCTGGGTTGACCCTGTGTAGATATACATGGTTATTATTTAATGACCTATAAATCTACCCACAAGTAAGATATCTTAAATCATATCGATTCAGGTAGTCAGTCGAAAATTTCATATTTTTGGCAACAGTGAAACAATTATTGAATGAAACACTTATTGATCAATATCGATCTGATGCATACCCAGAATCGTTATCAGTAGTAGTTTCATCGGGAAATTATCAGATTATAAATATACAAAACTACCCTTGAAAGTCCGGAGATATATCCTGAAGATACGAAGACAAAAAGTGAAATGATGATTATCATAAAAGCATAGCAAAGCTTAAGATCACATTTGGGATTCTTAGTGATTTGCCCCTTGGAAATCTATTCTCCTATGCCTATGTATACTCTCTGTTGCCATTTTAGACTGAACTTGCTGCTCAACAATATAATGCGAATCAATATCTTGTCTATAGTAAATAGCCTCGTGCGATATGATTTAAGATGTCTTATATATAAGCTGCCATCTTTGTACCTAAATCACGATTAGGTGACATAGAAAATACTATTATCCATAAAGTCACATTGATTCAGGCAAATTTTTAGAGTGCATCCATTAAAACGCAAATGAAAGTTTATTCAATCCTCTCTACTATACCTTCATTTCACGATACCAATCAGTGGAGTGAAGTATTATGGTTATTGCCGATCCTTGTAATACTGGAGCTAGTTTTATCTGCAGATAATGCTATTGCCCTAGCAGCTATTGCTCGTCAATTAGAAGATCCAGCCCAACAGCGTTATGCACTTAACCTAGGTTTAACATTGGCTATAGGCCTTAGGTTTTGTCTAATTGTTGCTGCCCGTTGGGTTCTACTCTTTTGGCCACTGCAATTAGGTGCAGCACTATATTTACTTTGGCTTTGTGCTCGACATTTTCTAATCGATCACAACGAATTAGAAGAGGTCTCATCAAAGGTTAATCATAGTTTTACATTGCCCCCTTTATGGAATACGGTTATTACATTAGGCTTAACCGATTTGGCCTTTTCGTTAGACAGCGTGGCTGCTGCCATAGCCGTCAGTGATCGTTTAGCGATTGTAATGGCAGGTGGAATAATTGGTGTAGTAGGATTGAGATTCACAGCGGGTCTTTTTATTCGTTATCTATCTATTTATGTAAATTTAGAGACGGCTGGCTACCTAGCTGTTGGCTTCGTTGGTTTACGATTACTTCTCAGGCTAAGTATACCGAGTATGGTAATTCCAGAATGGTACCTAGTTGCAATCGTTCTAATATTGTTTATTTGGGGATTCTCTAAACGATTTGATATAATTAATGATGAGAACAAATATCTCGAGGATCAATAGATGATTCTACCTTTTACTCTGTAGTAGCCAATCTTCGGTTTAGTTCCTCAATGGTTTGTATATTTAAGACAACTACCCCAATTTATAAATCATGTTTATGTAATGAATCAAATCTTAAGATACTCGGGATGACTGGATAATATTCAATATTGATTTACAGATATTCCTGAAAAGGTTTTGAACTTAGACTGAGACTGAACTCTATATAAAGTACTTTCCTATGGCTTCACCGTTTAATCCACCCATCTGTTGAATAAAGGCTCGTCCTTCAACTGGTTGCTTATCTTCTAATTGAGCTTTTCTTATCAGTACTGGATAATCAGCAGTTGCAACTACTAATCCAATACTTTCAGAAATAAATAAGATTTCCCCTGGTTTCGATTGCTCCATAGACATAGACTTAGAACTTTTGTTTACTTTATCCATCATAAGAGCGGCATCTCCACTCAATTGGTCAATGAGTTCTGGTATTAATGGTTCAGTCTTAAGGACTTTTAGACGCTTACCATTCCAAGTTGTAAAAGTCCTTGGATAAAATCCCATAACTTGTAGGTGGATAGCTAGTGCCGAACGATTCCAGGTTATGATGAAATCTTGTTTTGACAACATATGTGCATATGTAATTCCTTGCTCGAATTGATTTCGCAAACTAAGTTCCTTGGCCTTGTCTCCTCGTGAATCGTTACTGGCTATTGAGATTAAAGGTAAGGCTTCTAATAATAACTTAGCTGTTAGTTCACTAAGACGTTGAGCTAATCTTTCCGCATTTTCATCCAAAGTAATATTAATTGACTCCTCTACCAATATTGGCCCTGTATCTAAACCTGATTCCATTGCCATAATACCAACACCAGTTTGCTTATCACGTTCGGTCAATGTCCACTCAATTGGTGCTGCACCACGCCAACGAGGTAAGAGCGAGCCATGCCCATTCCAGCATCCTTGAGGTGGTTGTGCCAAGACCTCAACTGGCAGTATTTGTCCGAAAGCTACCACTACGTATACATCTGCTTTAAGTTCAGCAAGCTGAGCCTGAATATCAGGCTCACTTGATATACTTTGAGGCGTAAATACTTTTAAACCAAGTTCAAGAGCACGTGCTTTCACAGGCGAATATAATAAGGTTTTCCCCCTGCTCCTCCGTCTATCTGGTTGACTCACAACACCTACCAATTCGTACCCGGCGTCTACTAGTGCGTCTAAAGCATTAACAGCATAAGCGGGGGTTCCCCAGAATAATACTTTCATTTAAGCTTCTCCTATAATTGACATACCTTCAATCCAGATATAAGGGCATATCCCTTCAGGAGTCACGACAGGTAATTCTTCGATAGCAATAATTGAGTTAAGAAAAGTGCATATATCACCAGTTATTACAGCTGAATCAATAGAGTGTTTTTCACCTCCTTTAACTAACCAACCATCAAAAGGAAGAGAAAATAACCCTTGGCTTGCTTTAACTCCAGAATGTAAGGCAGAAAGACTATCAACCCATATGAAATTATCACTGGTTTGGTGATGTAAAGTTGCATCACCTCGACCGGCTTCAGGAACTGCTACGATCTCGAGCATGTCTACACCAACTGACACTTTTGCACTCATCCCTGCATGTCCTGTCGGTGCAACCCCAAATTGTCGTGCAGTCGACTCGGAGTGAACAAAATTGCGTAGAATCCCTCCCTCCACCAGAAGTACTTTCTGGATTGGGGTTCCCTCCCCATCAAATGGAGATGTAATCATCATAGACGGGTGTAATCCATGATCATAAATTGATAAGAACGGTACCGTTAAAGGCTGTCCCAAAGACTCGGGTCTACTAATACTTACTCCATCTAAAACAGAACGGGCATTAAAAATATTGCTGAAAGCCATCATTAAATTTAGAAAGGCACCTGGACTAAAACAAGTTATGTAATGCCCACTCTTAATGGATTTATAGTCCAAGTGACTTATAGTACGCTCAACTGCCTCATCGATACAACTATCAATATCAAGATCAGTAATTCTGAGTCCTTGACGGTACGCATCACCACCACGGGGTTTTCGACCAATTTGCTCACTACGAGCACTAAGATAAATGACGGCAGCTGTTTGATTGTGATGTCTTAAAGCTCCTTCACTATTAAAATAGATAACCTCACTCATACGTTCGGTAATACAGTTTGAAGGTACACTTGTTATAGCTTTATGTCGTCGTAGTAAATCTATTTCGGCTTGACGTAAAGTGTCGAGTAAGTATATAGTTTCACTTGCTTCTGTTATAGGGATTTTCAAAGTTCGTATAGGAGCTGTTGCGAGAGGAGAGAAATTGGTAGAATATGCTGGTTGACTAAAATGACTAGCTTCAAGAGCACCCTTAAAGGCTCTTTCTAAACCATTTTCTGATAAGTCTGATGTACTCGCAACACCTACTAATTTTTGGCTGTTCCATACTCTGAGAGTTGCAAAAATACGCTGAGTAGATTGCATTTGTCTGACATCACCTTTATCTACTTGCGCAGAGGTTTCTGTACTATAACCAGCTCCCAGGTCCCATTGACTAGTAGGATGTTTATCAGCTAATTTTTTCAGATGATCATTTAGTTGTTTAGAGTTAATCTTATACATTTATTGAGTATTTTGTGTCACAAGACACAGTTGAAATGGAAGGTGTAATTCTAGCATGATTGTATTATATCAAGGGTTTCGTGGATTTCTCATTTAAGGGACTAGACGAGAAAATTAAACGCTGTTTTACTAATGGCTTTATAGGTAAATGTTGTGAATTACTTCTCGATGTATATAACTATGTCCCACCTACTGTTATTGAGTCGACTTTAATATGAGGCTGTCCTACTGTTACACAAACATTGCCACTGACTGAGCCACAATAACCAGCTGCAAGCTCAAGATCGTTAGCACACATCGAAATACGTGGCATAATGATACTTGCCTCACCTCCTAGAGTGGCACCTTTAACAGGTTTACCAATCTGCCCATTTTTAATTTCATATCCCTCTTCTACTGAAAAGTTAAATCTGCCACTGGGACTGACACTTCCACCGCCCATCGACTTACAATAAAGACCCTTATCCACGGATGCGATCAGCTCACTTGGAGTATATGCACCAGGAGCTATGTAAGTATTCCGCATTCGACTAGCAGATGGATAAGAATAATTTTGTCGACGACCACTACCAGTACGTGGATGCCCTGTTAAAAGTTCCCCAGAACGATCACTAAGAAACCGTTTCAGGATACCTTTTTCAATTAAGACAATACTCTGAGGCTCCATACCTTCATCATCTATAGAATAGGTCCCAAAAGCATGCTTACTTATTCCCTCGTCAATTGCTGTTACGGCTGTATGTGCTATTTGGGTGCCTATTGAATCGGCAAATGGTGTGGTTCCTCGTTCAAGTTGAGAAGTCTCTAATAAGTGGCCACATGCTTCATGAAAAATCACTCCGCCAAACCGATTCGACATAACTATTGGCATCTGCCCACCTTCCACGGGCCTAGCATAAAGCATGCTACCTGCACTATGACAAAGATCTTCTGCACTAGCTTCCGAATCCCAATTGTACATATCGCCAGGATAGTTTGCTGTTCCATATCGTCTACTAATACTACTGCGGTAATCTCTATCAACAAGTATTACATGTAGACCTGTTGACTGGTGTAATCGTATATCGCGAGCGAAAGTACCATCACTTGCGGCAACCATAATTTCTTGCCAATTTCTGGAAAAACCACTCTTCCAAACATATACATGGTTACTATATTGATTAATATGTGAACTCGCTTGAAGAATTAGTTGAGCTCCCAAACTTAAGCTAGGACAATAATTGAGCCAATCCATTTTCATTTTCCCATGATCAACAAGATTGAACAAACCTTGAAAATAACTAAAATTGTGATCTGGGATTGTTAATCCGAGCATACTTAAAGCTTTTGTTAATGCATATCTTAACCCTGTCATCGAAAGATCATTTGTACTAAAAAAACTATCTCGTCCTCCCTTGAAAATTCGCAATCCAGCACCAGAATTAAAACAAGAGGTTGTATTACTAATTCGGCCTTGTTCTGATAACGCCGCAATATAATCATTCCGCTCTAAAAATATTTCTACTAGGTCTGCGCCCGCTGCCATCCCATATGCTAATAGATTCTCTAATTTTTGTTTCCAAGACGCATCGAAACCAGAATATAAATCGAAGTTCCTTTTCATATTGCTTTCCATATGAATCTTACAGTTACTGAACCGAAGGGCATAATATATCTGTAGCGATAGGTGCCGCAAAAAATAGCTTAGTCATCTCAAAACCACTAGATAACCATAACGGTACTTTTCTTAGTAATTTGACAGGTCCTGAAATCTTACTATTGTTATCCAGTTCTGATAACATCTGGTTATTGTTTAGAATCGTTTCCAAACGTTGATAGAATTTAGGATGATTTACATTAAGAATTACAGGGAAAATACGTGCTGCACTTGCATTAGTTTGCTTGATCACGTATCGGTCATACTCCCGTGGGTCCAGCCCAAGCGCTGTATAATATTCAGTATTGGCAACGTCCCGTAGGTACATCGTTGCAAATACCGCCAGTAAGAAGAAACGACACCACAGATAAGAAATAGGCCCACGCAAGGTTTGAGGCTGAGCTCTCATCAAAGCATCAAAGAAATCGCCATGACGGTTTTCATCTTGACACCAGTTTTTAAAGTAGTTAAATAAAGGAGAAAGCTTTTTATCAGGATTATTTTCGAGGTACTCATAAACTGTAATGTAACGCCAGTAGCCTATCTTTTCAGATAAGTAAGTAGCATAGAAGATAAACTTGGGTTGAAAATAAGTATAATCCTTATTAGCAGTTAAGAACCCTAGATCAAGCTGAAGATCAAAGTCAGCCATCACCTTATTAAGAAATCCAGCATGGCGAGCTTCATCCCTTGCTAAATGAGCGAAACATTCAGCAAGCAGAGGATTCTCAGTTTTTACACGACGGCTTAACTCCTTGTATAATAAGAATCCAGAGAATTCAGAGATCACACTTTGTTCCAGAAAATCCATAAATACCTGACGCGTATCAGGGTCTAAGCTTTCAGCCACACCCTCAAAATCCTCATTTCTGACAAAGTGATGCTTATTATAGTCTCTACGGAATTCTTGACATATCGCTTCCACTTCAATCTCGTTTAATTTTAAATCTAAAGCAGCTATGGCATCCACGTCGGTTGTATAAAATCTTGGCGTTAGTATGGTGCTTTTCTTTGATTCTTTACTAATAGTTTTACTCTCCTGAGTCGCTTTGTTATCAGACAAACTAGATTGCCTTATCATCACATTGGCAGTTTTAGATTCAGTTGTCTTTGCGGAAGGTGTCATATCTAGTGCGTTAACATGATTGCTCTTGATCATAGAGCGTAGTGAGTCAATTCGTTCAACTATTGTTTCAATATATACCCATTTACTTCACATTCAGCCACTGTTGATTTTGCAATCTTTGTACTATACGTGCGCTAATAGCAATAGCTGATGCTTCTGGTCTTGCTGTAGTCATTATCCCGTCACCGTTTAGAAAAGGCTCGATAATACTAGGTTCACTCCCAGCATTGGCCAGAATAAATACTTTGGCCCCGCTAAAAGTATTATCAAGAAAACAGATCCAAAATCGACGTGAGTCCGGAAACTCTCCTATGAGCATGGAACAGGTAATATCCAGTATTGGCATCTTAGTCTCTTGAGTTGATAATTTAATATTTTCCTTTGTACTTTCCTTTATAGAATCTGAGAGTACAGATAAACAATCATTTTTTAGTAGTTCCATGAAAGGTTTATCTTGTATATCAGAAGTCGAAGACTTTTCTTGTGTAGGTTCAGTTACAGAGTCAGTGTTGTGAACTTTACTCACCTGTTAGCCTCGCTGTCTTAGATAAGGTCAACTTTAGAAGAGACTATGAGTTAGTAGGTTGCTTCCCTTCTATTACTTTTTCACTTTGCTTATGTTGTACTAACTTTAGCTGAACCATAAACTTATTAGAAATCATTCGTAGTTCCGTTGTGAATGTGAAATGGAACTATAATTGTTGGTATGGGATCGTTGAGATGTCTTTGAAAATTGTCTGATTTTGCTTTTGGAAAGGTATGATTCTTTAGGCTTTTCCATTGACTACAATAAATGCCATTTACTTTATTGTTCTCTACAGAGTGGTCGGATGAGTATTCAAGTGAAACATTAATATCTCTCTCATTGACAGAATTTCTCACAATATTTGAGATGAGAAATATTGTTGTACCAGTGATAATAGAGTTTATTCCACTTGATATAATTATCAAAATACCGATGGGTACATCAGTGGACTGAGTAAGAAAAAAACCTCGATGTGTCCTAAGGACTGGATTGATTAGTGATAAATAGATGGTACCAATGCAAGGAATTAATAATTGTAATATAAGTAACCGCTGAATTGCTTTCATTGTTTTGTATGCTTCCTGGGTCCTTCCCATCGATTTAAGTTACCTAATTCTAAACCCAAAACGTCCAAGATACGAATAACTATAAAATCAATCATGTCATCTAAAGTTTTTGGCTGTTGATACCAGGCTGGAATTGGAGGTGTAATGCGCGCACCGGCTTCAGCGAGAGTTGTTAGATTCTTTAAGTGTATTAGATTCCATGGCATTTCTCTAGGGGCAATTATCAAGGGTCTGCCTTCTTTAAGGTGCACATCCGCGCACCGTTCAATTAATCCAAGAGCTACTCCTGAAGAAATTCTTCCGACAGTGCCCATACTGCAAGGCAGTATTACCATACCACGAGTTTTATGGCTTCCACTAGCTATAGCTGCGGCTTGATCATTCCAGCGATGACATCTGAGTATCCCATTAGTAGAGTCTAATCTACTTCGCCAAAAGGTTTCCTGAGATATAGGGTTACCGGGAATACTGACACCTTGCTCTGCTTGCCATACAGCCATGCCACCACGGCTAATTACAAAATCTACTTCTTCTCCAGAAGCCAACAGTAGTTGAAGAGCACGTTCAGCTAAAGGTTGACCTGATGCACCAGAAGCTGCGAGTACAATAGAACTCATAGTTTATTCGTTAATAGGCTTCAATCGTCATGGTAGGGACTCACCCTTATCGTAGAGGCGCAGGCTGCTATCAGGATTAACAACGACTAAGTCTATTTGATCGTGAATTGCCTCTATTGTTTGAATACGTACATTGACTTTATGGCTTAAGATATATGCTCGATGGTGTTTACGTCCCACTAATCGGTTTTGTTTGGGGTGATACTCGTACCAATCATCCTTGAATGAGCTCACGTGAACAAGTCCCTCCAAATTAAAGGGAGGGATCTCTACAAAAAAGCCATAACTCTGCACACATGTAATAACGCCTGTTAAGACATGGCCTAACAAGGATTCTGCGGCACGAGCTTGAGCTAAAGCTACACCATCAGCTAATAAATCAGCCGCAAAAAGAGACCTGGATTCAAGACAGTTAACCAAATTCGCATTAATCAAGTCATAAAAAGTAGACAAAAGATCACTTTCATTAACAATCGTTTTTAATAATTCGCGATATTTGTTACCATCCGCAATGGCCAAGCTATTATCAGATCCATATAATTTAGGATGAGTTTTACCTAAGAGCCAAGAGAGAATATATTGATTAAAAATATCAGCATAGTGCAAGCTTCCACATGTCCAATTAGCATATGCCATATACCCTCCTGAAACAATATTAGGTTTGGGTTGTGATGACAATGTTATTCCCGGTATAATCGCTTTCAGTTGCTGGTTTAGTACACGCACCCTGTCCGTAGCAGCAAAGTCTATCACCATCTCTTGTAATGAAGAAACATTGCCATCTTCGTTAAGTCGGCAAGTTACATTTATACCAGCGGCAGTCTTTGCCACTTCATTAATGGCCGCTGGATCAGCTGCTTCATTGGCGGAATATATACAAGGCAAACCCAGGGTGCTTAGATAATGTCCCAATGCAGAATGAGCTACTTGCAAAAATTCACGGAGTAGACCGAAGGGTTGTATACAACTTGTACTAATCATCCAACCATTATGGGCTTCCGTGGGTTTACTTAAACACTGATCTCCTAAAGCATTGATAGGTAAATCAGGAAAATCTAGATCGACGGAGCCTATTGCCAAACGTCTTCTACGTAATTGAGAAGCTAGTGCAAATAATTGATCTATTTCATTGAGGTAATCCTTAGCAACAGTAAAGGGATGTGAGAAAGATTGAGTCTCCGGCTTACGATATCGAAAAGCTGACAATATTCGACTATTTAATTCTATGGTAGGTCGAATTAGACTATTGAAGAAACGATAATGGATTAATTCACCTTCAGTAGACAAGTCCAACGCTACAGAAATAGCAGACTGGGTCTTTCCAACTTTGAACTCTGAATCCTCAGCTAGGTTACGTGTTAACAAAGGTACAAATTCACCCATCACAAATAAAGCATTAGCTCGTTTCCGTAACAAAAGATCTAAAGTTGTATTAAGTTCCACTCGCTCGGCGATCAATGGCGCATGAATCCATAACCTGATACTAGTTCCACCTGAGAAAGGGGCTGTAGATTGTATCGTGATCCCAGGTAAAGAAAGATTATCAACACTATCAAAACCCTTCCACAAAATAACAGTTTGTTCTGTTAAATCATAGCGATGTTTGCTTATAGGCGTATTTAATACAAAATGTGGTAAAGGTTGATGATGAGGTAACGCGTACTTAGCAATCAATAGTTCTCTGTCACTAGCGACATTTCCTTTTATATTCAGTACGCGAACTACATGTCCTTGTGCTGGTAATTGAGCAAGCGCGTACCGATCTATTTTTATCTCAGCTATGATCTGTTGCGATAAATCTAGATCAAATTTAGGTTCCTCTATCAGGTCAATCACTGATAAGATACGATCATCGAGAGGTATCGCGACTAGCTTATCCTTACGTCTTTCTAATTGACCAATAAAACTTGTACTTTGACGTTCAAGAATACAAATAATCTCACCTTCTGGTGAACGTTTACGTCCACCGTCTCTAATTATTTTCACGAATACTCGATCCCCATTCCAGGCGTGATTGACTTGATAGTCTCGTATGTAAATATCTTCCTCACCATCATCACGCAAGGCAAAGCAGAAACACTTGCTAGAACAACGCAGTTGGGCTTCGACTATGTGATCGTTACTGACACGTTCTATACCTTCATCTGTTTCTCTAAGTATACCTATCTGAGTTAGGGCAGAGATTGTAATGCTTAGTTGTTGTTTCTCAATTTTAGTGAAAAGACCAAGCCGTTGTTCCAGCTCAACAATAGAAATAATACCGCTGGAATGTAACTGGTCGAGTATGTCTGCGACCGTGAACTTCATCGGGGTGAGGTTACTAGAACGAGAGTATTAAGTAAGGATAATTATAGAAGGGGCTCCAATAGACTCTTTGAGTGATGCTATTAGTTACGGAGATGGAGACCATAAAGAAAATTTGTATTAATGGAGATCTTCAACTTGATTAGATTGTACTAATAATCGAGTACCAATAATTAGGAAACCTGTAGCGGCTACTAATTGTAGTATATTCTCTGGAATAAGATTAGCTAAAGAACCCCCTGCTGCTGCCCCTAGTAAACTTGCCAACACTAAAGCGAAGGAACTTCCTATAAAAACAGCTAGCGGTTTATCGGATGTTCCACTTAAGGCAACTGTTGCCAATTGAGTCTTATCTCCTAATTCTGCTAAAAATACTGTAATAAAAGTTGATGCTAGGAGGGGAAGTTGCATTGCTTTATATGTGCAAAAGAGAAATACTAGCCTGAACACCTATCCAAATGCCAAGACTTATCATAAGCAAACCAGCCGTTTTTTCAATAGTTGCAGGCTGTAATATGGTGGTCAGCCAACGTCCAAGGAGAACACCAATTAAGCTGCAGCTAATTAAGGCTAACGACGCACCAATAAACACCAAGGCAGGTTGTCCCGACTGTGCTGATAAAAGCAGAGTCGCCAACTGGGTTTTATCTCCCAATTCAGCTAAAAAGACTGTAGTGAATGTAGTAATTATTACTGTACGAAAGCCACTATTTGTAATCTTCTTAACTTCTGTGCCCGAAACAAGTCCTTCAGTCATAGTGAGTTTTGTTTGATAGTGATGTTATCTCAAACTGTCGCATCTCTTTACTACGACCACCGTAAACGGTTCTAATTTGTTGGCGGCAACATGAAAGAGCAAATGCTGTCTGATCTAATCTATTCATATTAAACAATTCTATCAACCTTCCGACCCGACAGAAACTGGGTCGTTCATCATAGATTCTACAATAACGGTGATTGCTTTCGAAATGAATACACCATCCATCATTACCAACCATAGAAAGATACACGTCTTGCTCAGACGGGGCCAATGCTTGTAGCGCTTCCTGACGATCAGCAGGATTCAAATGACAACAAGCCCCACATAATTGATTGCATTGCCATTTGTTAGCTTGATCATCTTGAATCATAAATAGACCAAATGCTGTGACAAGCCATAACAGTGCTTGCAAATGCTTTGCTCAATCAGGACCTATGAGCCGTAACCTTGAATCATTCATTTGATTTGCTGGAGTCTTTTGTCCATGGGAATTGATCTTCATTTGATTGCAAATTTTGCAGCTCTCGCGATGATTACATTAACTGGTCCAGCAGTAATTTTCATTCTATTTTACCGTCGAGGAGCACTTTAAATCGGTTCAATTTCTGTTAAAAACACTGTAGGATTTATAGCCCAAGATGTATGCTACTGTATTGCAGCATACATCTTGATAATATATTAACTCTACTTGCCGATTCTTTTTCCAAACTCCAAGCATTCACTACCAAAGAACTTACAAGCTGCACCAGTGTGATGTGTTAATTCGCTCTTATGAAGGGTCAATCTTTAGAAATTAAGCAGCTGATTTACTGACTTGAAAGTTCGTGATTCTACAATGAGCATAGCTAGAATATCTGTATTATAATTATTAACTATAATTTAGTTAGGTTAGTCCGGGGTAGACTGATACATATGAATACAATTCGGTGAAAAGATTGAGATACTAAAAGGCTAATTTTCCTGTGGAAGATCTTGCGAGTATTGGATAGTCTCATGGTATAATTTTATTTAAGACTTTGCCTCTTCACACCATAAAGCCATCTTAGATATTAAGATAACCTTCTATTTAGAGAAAGGCTCAGTTGATTAACGACAAGATTATCTCATGTTAGTATCGTCACGAACATTATTAACAACCTTGCAGAATACCAGGCTTAAAAGAATTCAGCGAAGAATTGCCTCTGAACTGCTCAAATTTTTTAGTAATAACTGGAGATATCGTAGCCTGTACTTATTGTCTTTATTGGTTGGATTCTACATTGGAAGTAGTCTAACAGTTTACTACTTAGAAGGAATTGGTCAACGGCCTCTAGTTAGTCTATTAATGGTGATAATTATTGAAAGCCTAGTAAGATTACGGATAAGAGCATCCTACAGACCTCGGTCAATACTGTGGTTACTGTTAGATAACTTACGAATAGGCGCGAGTTATGCTGTTATTTTAGAAGCTTTTAAAGTAGGATCATAAGTATCTGCAAAAAAATAAGTACAGTGCGTGTTGAGATGTATTATGGCCTTTTCCTTAAGTTAGTACAGTGTTTTAATTCCTACACAAATCTCAGTTAAGATTCAACTTCATCAACACTCGATTCATTTACGGGATAAATAAAACCTTGAGCTCGTCCACTCAAGACTGCTTTACCTATAGAAAGGGCTTTTTGAGCCGCAAGTGCGGCTTTTGCTTTCCAGGTTGCATGCCGTTGATTCCGTTTGCCTTTAGAGGTTTTCTTCTTGGGTACAGCCATTTATGGCACTTATTTAGAATCTCCATTGTCCATTCTCATCAGGCTCTTCGTCAAATTGCTGATGTTAAATAGTAGATTTTTTTATTTAGACTTTATTTGTAGGATTACAGACTCCTAAATGAAATAGTCGTCAACTCTAATACCTAGAAATATTTGTTCTCTTAACGCCAAATATTTTTACTTAATTCAAAACTCAATGTACTTTATATTTTACGTAACTAACTTCGCGATGAATTCCAGTAACAATTCTGGTATTTTTCGTATCAACTTCTCTTGATATCTTTAACTGGAAAAGTATATAATGATTGGCTTAAATAGAGGCTCTCCTAATCTATTGATTAATCGGTTGTACTCCATTGTTCAATCAGCCTGGTATGTGTCGACGAAAGATACTTATACTTATTCTATCACTGCCTGTATTTTCGTGGTTCATATTGTGTGGCTGGATTGAATGGTCCTGGTTTGATCAATTTACTTTATCATTTACCCTTTGGAAGCGTTGGCTACTAGAGTGGACTGGCGCATACATCGGTATTGGTTTAACTATAGGACTGCAATATTGGTTAGAGAATTTATGGGCACCTAGGCGATTTCAAAAGCTTCATGGTTACCTTGATCCCCTTCAATATACAATACTTCTCATTGTGTTGTCTGTTAGCTCTCTAGTTCCTTTAGCATTTCTGGCAACGATAGCTCGCGGATTACTCCATGCACCTTTTTATCATGGTCGATTCCATGGATCATTTTTCTTACAAGAAATTTCTCAACCTATATCCTTAGTACTACTCATATCAGGTATAGTGATTTTATTTTTAAAGCCTAGACCAACGGCACGAGTATTAGTTGGTGCTAATGGAATCCTTGTAGTAATCATTCTTTCGCGTGGCTGGAGCCTATGGATGCCAGCATTAATGGCAACACCTGTTGGACAGTGGGATCCAGTTTTCGGTGCAGATCTTAGCTTTATACTCTTAAGATTTCCAGCACTTGCCCTCTTCTTGACCGTTTTTATAACTTTATTATCTCAAGTCATATTGGCCGGGATTTGGGGACTGATAGCTCATCCACCTCAATTATCTGACGGATATTTTATTGGTTTTGATACCAACCAATTACAAGCACTACGTTGGCCACTTACGATTCTCATTAATTTAGTAGCAGCAAGCTTTTGGTTATCTCGGCACCAACTTCTACTCAGTAGCACGGGCAGTGTACCTGGTGCTGGTTGGCTAGACTTGCATCTAGCACTACCTTTAAGAACAGTAAGTTCTGCCTTGTTAGTAGTATTGGCGTTGATCGTATTTGCTCAGTTTAAAAAGCGAGGTTGGAGAGTTTTCTTAATTGGTAAGCTGGGTCTTCTAATAAGTTTATCTAGCCTTGTAGAAATACTGCTAGCACCTTTTCTGCAAATGCTTATAGTTAAGCCTCGAGAATTAGAGTTAGAAACACCCTACTTAGATCGTTCAATCCGTGCAACTCGCCGTGCTTTCCAGCTAGATAGAATTCACATTACAAATATAAACCCTAAATCTCAGCTTACAGAGAAAGATGTATATCTCGGACAAGCGACTTTACGTAATATCCGACTTTGGGATAGCCAAACACTATTAGTAACCAACCGTCAATTACAACAGCTTCGACTGTATTATCGTTTCTCTGAACCGGCTGTTGACCGTTATCTATTGAAGAATGACAGTATGCATGATCGACAAGAGATAATTATGGCAGCTAGAGAAATGGATCAGAATTCACTACCTGCCCGTTCTCGCACTTGGTTAAATAGACATCTTGTCTTTACCCATGGTTATGGATTTACACTTTCTCCCACAAACACAAGTGGTGTAGATGGCTTACCTGAATATCTTATTAGCGATTTAGGGACGTCTACGAGAATAGAACCAAATAAGCGATTGATGATTAGTGTAAATCAACTAAAACAAGCAGTACCTATTGGTGAACCAAGTCTATACTTCGGTGCTCTCCCGTCTCCTTATGCACTTGCACCGACACAAGTACGAGAGTTTGATTATCCTCAAGGAGATATAAATTTTTATACTCATTATTCTGGTAAAGCTGGAGTTCCTATCGGTAATTTTTGGTCTCGTTTAGCAGCAAGTATTTATTTACGCGAGCCAATACTACTTACCCAAGGATCATTGAATACTGATACGCACTTACTGCTTAGACGAGAAGTACGTCAAAGGCTAAGAAGATTAGCACCCTTTCTACGCTTTGATTCCACACCTTACTTAGTATCTATTAAGCATTCTGGGGTCCGCCCTTTCTCTAGTCAACAGTATCAGTATTGGATTGTTGATGGATTTACAATAAGTCGAAGTTATGCTTATGGTGCACCATTACCTGGCGATGAAAATATTCGTTATCTGCGGAATTCTGTTAAGGCTGTAGTCGATGCTTATAATGGAAATGTGCAGATTTATATTAATGAGCTTTCAGATTCGATTCTGACAAGTTGGATTCGAGTATTCCCAGAATTATTCCAACCATTAAAAGAAATGCCGGAGTCGCTACAGAATCATTTAATGTTTCCACGTCACATGTTTGAGTTACAAACTGATCAATTATTACGTTATCATGTAACCGATCCACGTATATTTTATAGTGGTGATGATGTGTGGCAAGTTCCTAAAGAACTATACGGAAGGAGACAGGTACCAATGGAAGCATACCATGTTACTGCTCAATTACATAGTTCTTGTCCTAGCGAGTTTTTATTGCTGCAGCCATTAACACCTCTTGCTCGCCCTAGTCTTACTGGCTGGTTAGCTGCCCGCAGTGATGACCCGCATTATGGTGAATTAGTACTACTTCGTTTTCCTAGTCAAACCTCTATTTACGGTCCCGAGCAAATTCAAGCACTAATCAATCAAAATCCTGTTATTAGTCAGCAATTTAGTCTATGGGATAGAGCTGGGTCAGAAGTTATTCAAGGGAATTTATTAGTAACACCGGTAGGTAATGCTTTACTGTACATAGAACCTGTATATCTTCGGTCCCGTAATGGCGGGCTTCCAACTCTTACTAGAGTAGTGATAAGCGATGGAAATCATATCGTAATGGCTGAAGATCTTGAACAAGGTATAAAAATCTTGCTGAACTTATAATGACCGAAGATTCCTATACAAACTTACTTCATCGCATTAGAAAAAAAATGGGGCCTTATGGCCCCACAGATACTAAAATAGCAACCTTTAACTATACAGCAACTACAGTTTTTGGATCTAGTGCGCCCTTCGCATATAATCCAGCATAATAGTTAATATCGCGCTGATGAATTTTGCTAGCATTGCCTGCACACCAGAACTGCTGGTAACGATCCAGGCAAACTTGCTTCATATACTTACGTGCTGGCTTATTGAAGTGGCGAGGGTCAAAATTAGAAGGATCTGACGCAGCAGCCTCTCTAATAGCAGCGGTAAAAGCTAGCCTATTATCAGTATCAATATTAACTTTTCTTACACCATTACGGATACCTTCCTGAATCTCTTCAACAGGAACACCATATGTTTCTGGAATTGAACCACCATACTTATTGATCATCTCTATCCATTCTTGAGGTACGGAACTAGAACCATGCATTACTAAGTGAGTATTTGGAATAGCTTTATGTATTTCGGCGATACGAGAAATAGCTAGAACTTCACCAGTAGGCTTACGTGTAAATTTATATGCACCGTGACTGGTACCAATGGCAATTGCTAAGGCATCAACTTTTGTTCTAGCAACGAAGTCAGCAGCCTCAGCTGGGTCAGTTAACAGTTGCTCTTTCGATAGAGATCCTTCAAATCCATGACCATCCTCAGCTTCACCTTTACCGGTTTCTAGAGAACCCAAACAACCAAGCTCACCCTCAACACTTACACCAATTGCATGAGCTACATCAACTACTTCCTTAGTGGTATTTACGTTGTACTCATAGCTGGCAGGTGTCTTTGCATCAGCCTCTAAAGAACCATCCATCATTACAGAGGTAAAACCATTGGCTGCTGCACCAAAACAAGTAGCAGGGCTATTACCATGATCCTGGTGCATTACCACTGGAATATCTGGATAAGTTTCAACCGCCGCTAAGATTAAGTGACGTAGAAAATTTTCACCAGCATAAGAACGGGCACCTCGAGAAGCTTGAAGGATAACAGGACTATCCGTCTCGTAAGCTGCTTCCATGATCGACTGTACCTGCTCCAGATTATTGACGTTGAAAGCAGGAATACCGTAACCGTTTTCTGCAGCGTGATCAAGCAGCAGCCGAAGTGGAACGAGTGCCATGTTTAAAACCTCGGATGGAAGAAAGTCAAAAGTTGTGGCAAGGCCACCGAGTAGATGGGCAGCCTCGCTGCCACTGAATTCAGCCATCAAGCCCCAATGGGCAGGAGCTGTTTCAGGCTGAGCACGAGTCTACGCGATCTTTCCCATTGATCTCTGCTACGATGTCAAACCATCTCACTAAGATTGAACCGTCTATATTGCCTAAGCTAAATAAGAATAACCTTCCAGGCTGAGATTATAATTCATGATAATAGAATCTGAAACTAAGGTTTTGAATTATACTTAAAGGCATATTAAAAGTTGTAGAAGGATCAGATCTAATTTTACGTTAACCTAGGTTTCGAAATGGTAATCGTAAGAAATATCTCGGGGAAGTGTTTTTAACTAATACACTGTTAAATGATGTGGGCAATTTCTTTGTTTCTATTACATATATTTAAAAAATATAGAGAAGATTCCTTTTAAAATCCTATTTTGACTGAGGAAAATTTTAACGTATTTCCGTAAACTATATATTTGCGATTTAATTCATAGTGGTACTGTATAGGAAAAAATATAGAGACTAATTCCTGCAAATTAGTTTAAGAAACTTTGTGGATTAGAAAGTGAAAATTCAGTAACGTTAGATTGACAATCTTATAATGACAAGATGTTTAATGAGAATAATAAAGAAATATTTTAGAATTATCACACAGATAATGTTAAGTACTAGCCATTTTGTACTTATATAGATCTAAAATGTAGTAATCAAGGTCAGAAAGAAATTACTCTGCAGAATAGCTAGGTAAAGCCCCTAACTTAAATAAAGTACGATCTAAGGATGCTAAAAAAGACCAACTTTCCTTATCAGTAGCCCATACCCTTTTCGTGATCTGATCACGGAGTTCAGCAATATCACTACTACAGCAAGGAATGGGTGCATGATAATGTGCTGGCACTAACATGACGAGGTTATTGATCTTTTGTAACTGATCTAGCCAATCTAAAAAGATACTTCTTGCTCGTGGAAATACTAAACGTTCTAAGACAGGTGCTACTTGCAACTTTGGTATTTCATCTGCCATTATCGTATCAATAATCTCACACCAATTGGCTTGCCAAGCAAAAGGATAAAGACCAAAATGTATATGGGGATGGCGTAGTCCTGACCGTAAGCTATGAAGTACTACTTGAGTGAATGATCGAATCTCTAATAGTTCAGGTCTTAAATAGGAAGCAAATAAGACCATCCTTGCCCAACCTTTTTTGCGTACTTCAGAAGAGTCCATTAATAGTTCATCACCATATTCACGACCATGGAACAGTAATGGTGTTGGGTCAAGATCAAAGATCTCTGGTGGTTTTGAACTAATTCCGACTAAAGAATCAGTGAGTAATAAAGTCCCACTAGCTTTATGAAAACAGCAAATTTCTTGGAAACGTCCAACACCCAAGTCAAGAGGCCCTAAAGAGTACCAATCGATTTCATTATTATGAGGCGTATTATCTTCCATTAATATTCGCGTACGTTTTGATGCAATGCCTACCCATCTTAAGGGTAACTGTAAAGGGAAACTCCACTGACCAGGACAGACCCATATTTGTGCATTTGGAAAAGCTCTAGAGAGTGCCGGCAATGATACTTTATGTTCTAATCCAGATGCTGTAGGTAGTACAAGTGTAATTACTGGCCCGTATTGCTTTTCTAGAATCGCTAATGCTTCAACGACCTCAATAGTAGGAGCTATTGGACAATAAAGCATAAGACCTTTACTAAGCCTGATAACTGTCATGCGAATTGGTACAGCCACATATAATAAGCCTTGAAGCTGTTCAAAGCTCCATACTTGGTTTGGGATTAACTCTCTTACTAATGTACGTCGACGTTCATAAGGATAGAGAGGTAATAAAAACCACCACCGCCAATTTTGTTTTTTTTCTAATAACGTTGACATGATGTCATACGATTGACATTCCTTAAGTGTAGGCTGAGAAGCGACAATAAAATTAATAAGACTAAAAAGCCCTTGGCGATATCGCCAAGGGCTTTTTAGTCTTACTTTGGTAAAGAATTTCTAATCAGTCGAAACTAAGTCAGAAACTCTCTAATTCTTAACCGATTACAGGAGCTGTTAGAGCAACGGGAGTTGCTTCAGCAACTGCTAAGTCAAGAGGGAAGTTGTGAGCATTACGCTCGTGGATTACTTCCATACCAAGGTTAGCACGGTTGAGCACATCAGCCCAAGTGTTTACAACACGACCTTGACCATCAAGGATGGACTGGTTGAAGTTGAAACCGTTGAGGTTGAAAGCCATGGTGCTTACACCCAAGGCGGTGAACCAGATGCCTACTACTGGCCAAGCTGCTAAGAAGAAGTGCAGGCTACGGCTGTTGTTGAAGGAAGCATACTGGAAGATTAGACGGCCGAAGTAGCCGTGAGCAGCAACGATGTTGTAGGTCTCTTCTTCTTGACCAAACTTATAGCCATAGTTCTGTGATTCGCTCTCGGTGGTTTCACGCACCAAAGAAGAAGTAACCAAAGAACCGTGCATTGCGGAGAATAAGCTTCCACCGAATACACCAGCTACACCCAACATATGGAATGGGTGCATCAGAATGTTGTGCTCAGCCTGGAATACCAACATGAAGTTGAAAGTTCCAGAGATGCCGAGGGGCATACCATCAGAGAATGAACCCTGACCGAAAGGATATACGAGGAATACTGCAGAGGCAGCTGCTACGGGAGCGCTGTAAGCCACACAGATCCAAGGACGCATACCTAGACGGTAGGAAAGTTCCCACTCACGACCCATGTAGCAGAAAACGCCAATGAGGAAGTGGAAAATTACCAACTGGTAAGGACCACCATTATAGAGCCACTCGTCGAGGCTAGCGGCTTCCCAAATGGGGTAGAAGTGAAGACCGATTGCGTTGCTAGAAGGAACAACAGCACCACTGATGATGTTGTTCCCGTAAATCAGAGAGCCAGCAACAGGCTCACGGATTCCATCGATATCGACAGGAGGTGCAGCGATGAACGCTACGATAAAGCAAATAGTTGCTGCCAGTAGTGTTGGGATCATCAACACACCAAACCAGCCCACATAAAGGCGATTGTTGGTGGAAGTAACCCAGTCACAGAACTGGTTCCACGCAGAAGCGCCTTGGCGCTGCTGAAGAGTGGTAGTCATGAAAGCGGAAGAGTGCCCCCTTAGGGACGGGTATTAGTGATAGGGAGGCTCAGGGCCTACCGTCTTTTTCACATTAGCTCAAGATTGCGCTGTCTGAAAATTAATTCTTTCAACCCATTATATTTCGGTACTATTAACTATAATTCGTTCTCAGCCATTGTCTACCATTTTGAAGGAAACTCGGCCAATCAAGCTTTTCTGTTTCCACAGCACGTGCTACTAGCAGCAGAGACTCGTGTTTGAGATCTTGAGGCTGATCCAATGTGATCCGACTTGCCTGAAGTGATAACAAATTAGCCATAGAGCGACTTACAACTCGGGTCAAGTAAGCGGCACTCAATGCCTGTATAGAGGACGTTAGGAGCCAACTTCCTCCCTCTAACTTAGCCAGACTGAATAAACTTTGACTAGTCCACTCTATTACACCCAGGCTTAATGCTACTTTTGTCAACTCGCTTGCGGCTTCCTTCAATTGATCAACGTTCCAAGGACAGTCCCATAATCGAGCCATTTCCTCCAACATCATACTGTTGGCTACTATAACAATTAGTAAATCAATACTAGGTAAAGGAGATGCAAATACTCCTACTGCAACTGTCCATTGGACGCGATTTTGAATCTGTATAAGATGAGTCTCCCGTATATGTTCTAATTCTTGATTCCATCTCATGTGTAGTTCTTGAAGCAAGCGTTTTTCTGTATCAATAATTCGTTTCGCACTTTGATTATGTAATTCAATACTATAATCTTTAATAGTAGTTCGCAGAGTGGAATTATCCCCATCCCAGAATATGCAATTTTCCTTGAATCTATCTGGTAGTTGCGCTTGTAGATATATACGATTCTGCTCTAGGGTTTCGTGATTTACGTTTCGTGAATTATTAATTAATATCCAAATTGATTGTTTTTGGGGGATACTATCGAGCCAACGTAAATCAGCTGCTTGCATAGGCAACTCTAAGAAAAAAATTAGCTGATCACATTGTCGTAAAGCATCAGGCCATCGCCATTCGCCATTGTCGAGCATCAGCGGATTGGCCTGATGCAAAGTAACAGCCGTAGATCCAGAAACGGCTAAAGCTAAACTTTCATAAGTTTCTATACTGGGAGTCACTGTCCCCACTAAGGCTAATTCCTGAACCTGACGACCATGACGGCTGTAAAGGTATTGCAACCGTTCATCCCGCACTTCTTGCTTAGGGTTTTTTGTTATATCGAGCTTCTCTAGCTGCGTAAGTAACCTTTGACAACTTTCCCGTAATTCATCAAGGGTAAGTGGTACTTTTGGACTTAATGAGGATGACGGCTTCATTAACCACCAACATCCAATAAAGACCAACATGGTTACTATCCCAATATGTAGTTGTATGATGTCCTTCAGTAACCAGTTAATTGATAAGAATACGACAGAGAGTGTGAGCCATGAACGCCAATATACTCGATCTATCGTGGGGTTACGAGAAATTAAAGTATCGTTAGAGAGTGCGGCAGCGGAGGAAGTCAAGGCAAGCTGCTGAAACATTGCTTTGTCTAGCTCACCCTATGGACCTAAGCGACACCAGATGACTCTTGCAATGACTAAACATAATAATTCGGAGAACATTTTGTACACATCAGATTATAGTAGTGATGAATCTCACAAGAATTCACAAAACTTGATCGTTTCTTCGGTCAATAATATCGACCGACGTCGAGAGGTAAAAAGCATTCTCATGATAGCTCTTGGTGTTAATATTACTATGAGTGTATTGAAGTTAATGATAGGTCTTATGAGTGGTTCTCTAGCAATATTAGCGGATGCAATGCATAGTGCAACTGATGGTCTGTCTAGTTTACTTGCTCTACTCACGAATGGACTATCTGATCCTAAGCCTGACCGTGATCATCCCTATGGACATGATAAGTATGAAGCAGTAGGTGCGTTAGCAATTGCTGGCTTTATTCTATTTACCTCGTTTGAAATTCTGCAAACAGCAATCGAAAGAGTACGGTCAGGGTTACAACCCTTAAGGATGAGTGCTTCCGAGTTGGTATTACTGTTGCTAATTTTATCCCTTAACATATTACTTGCGCTCTACGAAAGAAGAGAAGGAGTCAGACTAAAGAGTCAGCTATTAATGGCGGATGCCCAACATACTACTAGTGATATTTGGACAACAATCCTTGTGTTAAGTGGATTAACTGGAGCCTGGTTGTTACGATTAAACTGGTTAGACGTTATTTTAGCAATCCCACTATGTATACTTCTTGTTCGTGTATGCTGGGATGTGTTAAAAAGCAATTTACCTTGGTTAGTTGATCATATTGCTATTGCACCAGAAGTGATCCATAGACAGGCTATGGCAGTTCCTGGTGTATTAAACTGTCATGAAATTGCGAGTAGAGGGGTACTAGGTCAGCAAGTATTCATCGATATGCATATGGTTGTTGATGCCGAAGATCTATTTGCCGCACATCGTATTACTGAAGAGGTTGAAAATCAGTTAGAAAATTGTTTTGGACCAGTACGTTGCACTATCCATCTTGAACCTCGTAGCTATGCTGAAGCTGACATAACTTATCGTGGTACGCATGGATAAATTTAGCTTGGTAATTCAATCTTGCTTTAGCCTTGATAATTACGTACAGTATCCTGCGTGAGATGAGACGCAGGATAGTGAATTTTCTCTAACAGAAGTTGATGACAGTCTAAATCAGACTAGATTCTAGTATATTGTTACTTAGAGGATCACTTTTTAGTACCATAAAGAATTTACTGATACCAGTGTACTAATTTTATCAACCCTCATGGAGTTAGAAAGATTCTTTATATTAGATCGAGAATTAGTGAGAAACTTTAATACTCGCAACTATCATGCAAGACAAAAATCTTTAACCAAATGTTAGCCAATGAGGGATATTATGACCTTAGTGGTTTCACATAACATATGGGTAATCCGGTGAAGGAAAACTTTAGAAAATTAACTATTATTGAATCTCGAATTAGTGATTCTATACTGTTATGGTTTAAGGGAATTTATCCATGTTTTCCCGTGATGCGGCACACTTGTTCACGACTCACGCGAATGAAGGGCTTCGTGCATGACGGACCAGAGCAACTTCGAATCGAATCCGGTATCTAATGAAAGGCGATCTAATGGAGGACGCGGAGCTGGTAATCGTGAGCCAGGAGGTTTCCGCATCAGGCTTAGTGACAATGAAATGAAAGCAGCTCGATCTGTACAAGAAGCTTTTGGATTACGGTCCACCGTAGCTGCTCTTGGTTTCGCAATTCGAACCATAGGTTATATGTTAGAACAAGGTAAGCTTGATGAATTAGTTGCCCAGCAACGTAGTCAGATGCAGCGAAACGAGCGTGCTCCCGAACAAATCATACGCCATAATGTTAACCGTAACCGAGTAGAACGTGGGCATCGTCCCGATCCATTTGCTCGCCCTTCTAAACCTATCTCAGATACTAGTAGAAACAGTACAGAAATTCCTGAGTTAATAACCAAACAAGATTCTATCCCTGAATCCTAAGATATGATACGACCTCGGATTCTATCTGGTGCCCAACCCACAGGAGCCCTCCACATTGGAAATTGGCTAGGAGCAATACGTAACTGGGCAGAGTTACAACACTCTCATGAGACCTTCTTATGTGTTGTTGATTTACACGCTATCACTGCAGCACATGATCCAATAGAATTGCTAAAAAATACTCGCACTACTGCAGCTTTATACTTAGCTTGTGGCATAGACCCTGAACATTCAACTGTATTTATACAAAGCCATATAAGCGCGCATAGTGAGCTTTGTTGGCTTCTCAACTGTGTGACCCCGCTAAATTGGCTTGAACGTATGATTCAATTCAAGGAGAAATCTATTAAGCAGGGTAATAATGTTTCTATTGGGCTACTGGATTATCCGGTTATGATGGCGGCTGATATACTATTATATAATGCTGATTTTGTTCCAGTAGGCGAGGATCAAAAACAACATCTTGAGTTGGCTCGTGATATTGCGCAACAGCGAATTAACAGTCGCTTTGGTAACCCTGAGAAACCTATTTTCAAGGTGCCTCAATCACTAATCATGAAAGAAGGTGCAAGAATTATGAGCCTTTCAGATGGTCGTAACAAGATGAGCAAGAGTGACCCTGATATAAATAGTCGAATTACTCTTCTCGATGATCCTGATTTGGTTACTAAAAAAATTAAACGTGCTAAAACAGATTCAACGATCGGCCTAGAGTTCGGTAACCCCAGCCGTCCTGAGGCTGATAATTTACTTACTATTTATGCAATTCTTTCAGGAAAAGGGATGGAAGTAGCATCCTTGGAATGTGCTGAAATGGGGTGGGGTACTTTTAAACGCATCTTAACCGAAGCGATTGTTAGTGCCTTACACCCAATCCAAACGAAGTATAAAGAACTAATGGATGATCCAAATTATCTCGATGACATATTAAGAAAAGGCTCTCTAAAGGCCTGTACGGTCGCTGATGAAACTCTTGGTCGTGTACAAGATGCTCTAGGGTTTCTCAGGAAAGAATATTCGTCAAGTCTTAAGCCGGAAGAAATACGAGAAGTTCTCCAAAGATAAATACGATATTAAACAATATTGGAATTGGCAATCCTTATGCAGCTTAACTACTTGCATCATGTTAACATGATGCAAGTAGTTAACTTGTAATTTTTGTACGTTGATATCCCTCTCAGGTTTAAGATACTAGGACGAATTATGTAGTTATATCTAAGAATAAACGGAGTACTTTTACTATTGAAGTACCAAGTATCTCAATAGTAAAAATGTCTGGAAACTTGTAACATAATCTTAGAAAAAGGAGAGTCGGCAATGCATACAATGCTTGCTCCTAGGGAAAATTACACTCATGAAACCAGCCATTGGTAGTAAAAACGATTCCCCACAAAGAACCTCCGAAACGCAAGGTATAACTTTATTAAAGACTAGTGAAAGTAGTAACTTACTAAAAATTCGCCATTCCATGAGTCATGTTATGGCTATGGCTGTTCAGAGATTATTTCCTAAAGCCCAGGTTACTATTGGGCCTTGGACAGAGTCTGGATTTTATTATGACTTTGATAATCCAGAACCTTTTACTGAGAAAGATCTGAAAGCTATTAAAGCTGAAATGTCCAAAATTATTAAGTATCATTTGAATTTTGAGAGAATCGAAGTTAGTCGCGAAGAAGCAGAACGTCTAATACAAGCTCAAAGTGAACCTTATAAACTTGAGATCCTTGCTGGCCTTACAGAGCCGATCACTTTGTATACACTAGGAGATGAGTGGTGGGATCTTTGTGCTGGTCCTCATGTCACTAATACAAAAGATCTTAATCCACAAGCCTTCGACCTAGAGAGCGTAGCTGGTTCTTACTGGCGTGGGGATGAAAACAAAGCACGGTTACAAAGAATTTATGGAACTGCTTGGGAAACGCCTGAACAATTAGAAGAATATAAGCATCGAAAAAACGAAGCTCTCAGACGTGACCATCGTCGTTTAGGTTCTGACCTCCATTTATTTTCTATAGAAGATGAAGCAGGTGCTGGCTTGGTATTCTGGCATCCACGTGGTGCTCGTGTGCGCCTATTAATAGAAGATTTTTGGCGTCAGGCTCACTTTGAATCAGGATATGAGATATTGTATACTCCACATATAGCTGATATTCATCTTTGGAAAACTTCAGGGCATCTTGACTTTTATAATGAGAGCATGTTTGGACCTATGCAAATCGATGAAAGAGAATATCAACTCAAACCAATGAACTGTCCTTTTCATGTCCTTACTTATAAAAGCGCTTTGCGCTCTTACCGTGAATTGCCAATCCGTTGGGCTGAGCTTGGCACAGTTTATCGTTATGAACGACCAGGCGTAATGCATGGTTTAATGCGAGTCCGAGGATTTACTCAAGATGATGCTCATATATTTTGCTTACCAGAACAAATAAGAGAAGAAGTACTCGCGGTATTAAATCTTACGGAGTACATTCTTTCAGCCTTTGATTTTAAAAAGTACGAAATCAATCTTTCAACGCGTCCAGAACAATCTATTGGTGACGATGCTGTATGGGATGTTGCGACTAATGGTCTCATCGAAGCCCTAAGCGATAAGCAATGGGGCTATACAATAGATGAAGGTGGGGGAGCGTTTTATGGTCCCAAGATTGATCTTAAGATTGAAGATGCCATTGGTAGAACATGGCAATGTTCTACTATTCAGCTTGATTTTAACCTCCCAGAGCGCTTTAAGCTCGAATACGTAGCTTCGGATGGCACCCGTCAAAGACCTATTATGATTCACCGTGCTATATTTGGTTCTCTAGAGCGCTTCTTCGGTATTATGGTAGAAAATTGTGCAGGTGATTTCCCTTTTTGGTTAGCACCTGAACAGATTCGTTTACTTCCTGTTACAGATGAAGTTCTACCCTACTGTGAAGAGTTATTATCCCAACTTCAACTTTCTGGAATTCGTACCACTATCGATCGTAGTGGTGATCGATTGGGGAAATTGATACGTAATGGGGAACAAAACAAGATTCCAGTACTTGCCGTGATTGGAGCAAAGGAAGCAGTTGTAGGCGGAGCTTGCTTACGCAGTCGATATGATGGTGATTTGGGATTAGTAACTACACAAACTTTGGTGCGGGCAGCTACTCTTGCTAACTGCAAACAAAATTCCCGCTTTTTAATCTGATGGTAATGCTACTTGCGGGAGATGTTGGAGGAACCAAGAGCCTTCTTGGACTATATTTAGTTAGGAAGGGCAGAATAAGCCAAGCAGCTTTCAAGCGATATACGTCTGGCTCTTGGCATGGGTTAGAGCCTATGTTGGAAGACTTTTTGACAAGTCACTGTAAACAGCTAGAGATGCCCCAGTATGGATGTATTGCTCTAGCAGGTCCGGTCAACAACGGTGCTGTTCGGATTACTAACTTAAACTGGCATGTTAACACTAAAGATTTGAATGCTATCGCAAAATTAAAAGATTTAAAATTGGTTAATGACTTTGGTATCTTGCCAAAATGCTTACCTTTATTAAATCATCATCAACAAGCAGTTTTACATCAGGGAGAAGTCGATAGAGATCCGTTAGGCCTTATGGCGGTCGTTGGTGCAGGAACAGGTCTGGGATTAGCTCGTGGTATTAGAACAACTAGCGGAATGCTACTCTTTCCAAGTGAAGGTGGACACTCGGAATTCGCTCCTCGGACTCCTTTGGAATGGGAATTAGGTCAGTGGATGAAGTCTGAGTGTAATCTTGATCGGTTATCAGTAGAACGAGTAGCTAGTGGTACAGGGTTAGGATACATAGCCTATTGGTTATTACAGCAAATAGGCCATTCTCTGCATCCCCTTCGTGAGGCCGGTGAAAGATGGAGAGAGCAACAGCGCAACCCCAAAGATAATACAACTTACCCCGATTTACCAGCATTAGTATCCCAAGCAGCTACGATTGGGGATCCATTAGCACAACAGACTATAGAAATCTGGTTAGGTATTTATGGCGCAGCGGCTGGTGATATAGCATTGGAAGAGCTTCCAACTGGTGGTCTTTGGGTTGCAGGTGGTACAGCGGCAAAACATATCGCAGGGCTTAAATCGGACATTTTCGTAGAAGCTTTTCTTAATAAGGGCCGACTCCGTCAAGCCCTAAAAAAAATTACGGTATCAGCTCTTTTAGAACCAGAGGCTGGTCTTATGAGTGCAGCGTTTGAAGCAGCAAAAATGGCTAGAACAACTAGCCGCTAAGAACACTCGGATGGGATACTGGGGCTAGAAGGAGGATGATGGGTATGGTACGTCCACAGATTGGTCAAGCAGTTATAGTAGACGTGCCTGCCACCACAGCAAATTTAGGTCCTGGATTTGACTGCCTCGGAGCTGCTTTAAATTTAAGTAACCGTTTTGAATTACGTCGTATTGATGGGACTCACGAGCGATTCGACTTAATTGTTGAAGGTACCGAAGGAGCTTATCTGAGAGGTGGACCGGATAACCTTGTTTATCGTTCAGCGCAACGAGTTTGGAAAGAGGCCGGATTAGAACCTGTAGCACTTGAAGCACGAGTAAGACTAGCGGTACCGCCGGCTAGAGGTCTTGGTAGTAGTGCGACCGCTATAATAGCAGGGTTAATTGGTGCAAATGCATTAGTAGGGGAACCATTAAGAAAAGAAAAACTACTGGAATTAGCTATTGATATAGAAGGTCATCCCGACAATGTCGTACCTTCAATGTTGGGTGGTCTTTGTATGACGGCAAAAGCTGCATCTCATCGTTGGCGTGTAGTACGCTGTGATTGGGATACGGATATCACAGCAGTTGTTGCCATACCGGCTATTAGGCTTGCTACTACTGAAGCGAGACGAGCAATACCTAAATTAATTCCAATTGCAGATGTAGTAGTAAATTTAGGTGCACTAACACTGCTGCTGCAAGGTTTACGAACAGGTAATGGTGATCTAATCGCAGATGGACTCCATGATCGATTACATGAACCATATCGTTGGAAGTTAATTCAAGGAGGACTAAAGGTACAAGAGGCTGCACGGAATTCAGGTGCTTGGGGATGTGTAATCAGTGGTGCTGGGCCAAGTCTTCTGGCGTTATGTTCGGTTGATCGAGCGGAGACTGTAAGCAGAGCTATGGTCAAGGCATGGGAAACAGCTGGAGTGGCCAGCCGTGCGCCAGTTTTAAGTTTGCAAACCAGTGGTAGCTACTGGCAACCTGTAACACTTAAGTAATTCTACTCACCTGATAAGTTGGTCCTATAGAACATTGTTAACAATGTCCTACTTACAGCGAGAAGCTGAACGCCCAATCTTTATAACCTACGGACCCAATGGACGCCAACTTGCCCTCTATGGCCGCGTCTGTTTCTTACAGTCACTTTCCGTGGCTCAGCTTAATCGTACTGCTCCCTCTGGTCGGTTCGATAATAATACCTTTACTGCCAAATAGTGACAACAGTTTACATAGGCCACGCACTATTGCTAGTACGATTCTATGTATGGACCTAGGCCTCATGCTTTATGTGTTTAGTCAAATTTTTGACAATACTAAGGCAGGCCTCCAATTAGTAGAAAGGGTTTCATGGATCCCAGCAATTGCTTTTGAATGGTCGTTGGGTGTAGATGGTCTATCTGCACCATTAGTGGTACTTAGTGGACTGATCACGCTGCTATCAGTCTTGGCAAGTTGGAATATTCAGAATAAGTCTAAACTTTACTTTATTTTGCTTCTAGTCCAGGCCTCAGCTCAGGCAATGGTATTCTTGTCCCAAGACTTTCTTTTGTTCTTTTTCTCTTGGGAATTAGAGCTTGTACCAGTATATCTTTTGATTGCTATTTGGGGTGGACAATACCGCCAGTACGCTGCGACTAAATTTATTCTCTATACAGCCTTAGCGTCTTTACTCATATTACTCAGTGGACTTACACTTGCTTTAGCCGGTAATACTTTCACCCTAAATCTTGCTGACTTGACTGAGCGTTCGATTAATGGGTATGTTGGTATCTTGTGCTATATTGGCTTTCTAATAGGTTTCGGTGTTAAGTTACCTATTTTCCCACTTCATACTTGGTTACCAGATGCACATGGGGAGGCCAATGCACCGGTATCAATGTTACTCGCAGGGGTTCTATTGAAAATGGGTGGATATGCCCTATTAAGATTTAATGTGCAAATGTTACCCGAGATTCATGTAATACTAGCACCCGCCTTGATTGTACTTGCAGTAATTAATATACTTTATGGAGCACTAAATGCCTTTGCTCAAGATAACGTTAAACGGCGTATTGCATATAGTTCTATTAGTCATATGGGGTTTGTACTTCTAGGAATTACATGTCTAAATAATTTTGGTATGAGTGGTGCAATGCTCCAAATGATTAGTCATGGTTTGATTGCTGCATCTATGTTTTTTGTAACTGGAGTATTCTATGAAAGAACTAAGACGTTATCAATACCAAATATGGGAGGATTGGCAAAGGTAATGCCTACAACTTTTGCTTTCTTTCTAGCTAGCTCTCTAGCATCTTTAGCCTTACCTGGTATGAGTGGCTTCATAAGCGAAATTACTGTTTTTCTTGGTTTAACTAGTCAAGATTTATTTACGACATCCTTTCGAATAATTAGTGTAATCAGTGCTGGTATAGGTTTAATCTTAACACCAATTTATCTTTTATCAATGTGTCGACGAGTATTTTTTGGGCCTAGAATTCCTGCCTTAGCTGTAATCGGTGATATGGCACCGCGAGAAGTTACGATAGGTTTAATTCTTATGATCCCCACTATAATTATAGGGTTCTGGCCAAGAGTCGCAATTGATTTCTATGTTACTAGTACAAACGCTTTGTCAAATTATCTTGTTAGCAGTATGGTTGTATAGTTATCCCGTCTGGCAGTTGCTAGGGATCATCAACATGAGATCATACAATAAAGATCTCATCAGTACGGGTAAAGTATTCTCTAAATATCATTCACTTTACTATGGCCTTTGAAGTGATTAATTTAAGGCGTGCTTCTATCAATCTTACTATTTGTAGAAAGTACACTTATTTAATCGTCGTTCCTGAACAAATGGCACTTACAAGTATTAACAATAACGCCAATCTAAGAAGAAAAACATTGAAAATTCTCAAAGTTTTAACACTGAAGATTACCATCGTCGATATTTTTCGACGGACACTTCCCCACTAAAATCAAGTATAGGTGCATTGCATTTTATAATTTCTATCCGTATGGGTAGCGGGCCATATAACTCTTCTAATTTATCTAAACAATGCTCACTGAAGGCTTCGATAGTGAAACAAACTAGGTTCTGTGTCAATGATTGCAAAGATTGGATTGCTAAAGAATAATCATAGCAATGATCTAATGAATCATCGTGATTTGAGCTATTTAAGTCCAAACCCAGACTTAAGTTTACTTCAAACCACTGACCTAATTCACGCTCATATGGAAGTACACCAACTCGAGCCCATAATTTTAGCCGTCTTATGTGAATATAGTCTCTTGGCATTAGAGTTCTCGTTTGTTATACAGCTAAGGAACGATGGGTAAATTGACGAACGCCTGAAATGTAATCAGAAGAGATGTGACCTTTACCACGTAATACATACCGGTAAGTTACCAATCCCTCTAACCCAACCGGCCCCCGAGGAGGTAAGGTTTGTGTACTGATACCAACTTCCGCTCCAAATCCATAGCGGAACCCATCCGCAAAGCGGGTCGAACAATTAAGATAAACACCTGCACTATCCACACTATCAAGAAAAAGATTCGCTGTAGTGAGGTTGTCTGTCACAATAGCATCAGTATGTCGGGAACCGTACTTATTTATATGCGCCAAGGCCTCATTTATATTCGGTACAATTTTCACAGATAAAATTAAATCAGAATACTCTGTAGACCAATCATTTTCATTAGCTTGTTTGATTATACCTAAAGTACAACTAGTCGGATCTCCTCTTAGTTCCACGTTATACGACTCGAACACTGGAATTAATTTAGGAAGAAGTACATGTGCTATTTTCTCATGTATAAGTAATGTCTCAATAGCATTACAGGCAGATGGGTGCTGCGTTTTACTATCCAAGGCTATAGTTATTGCCTGGTCAATATTTGCTTCTTGGTCAATGTATAAATGGCAAATTCCATCTGCATGTCCTAGAACAGGAATTTTAGTATTACTTTTAATAAAACGTACTAGTTGATTCGATCCTCGTGGGATAATCAAATCTACTAGACTTTCAAGATTAAGTAAGGCCAAACTTTCTTCACGTGTAGTCAGTAGATGTAACGTACTTACATCTGTACAACTATAAGTTAGTCCTTGGTGTAAGACTTTAAGTATAACCTGATTGCTAATCGTTGCTTCGCGACCACCTTTTAAAATAGCTCCATTGCCCGAACGAATCGCAAGGGAAGCAATTTGCATAACAGCATCGGGGCGTGCTTCGAAAATCACCCCTACAACGCCCAAAGGAGTGCTAAGACGTTCCAGTATCAGGTCCTCGTCTAACTCAATATGTAACTGGCGATGATTTAATGGATCAGGTAAAGCTGCAACCTGTCGTATTCCCTCAATAGCATTAATCATTTTTTCTCTATCTAATTTCAAGCGCGCTATTAACGATGATTGCAAAGTTTGATTCTCTGCTTGTTTCAAATCAATCTCATTTCCCTTTATTATTCCTTCCATTGATTGCTCTAACGCTGCTGCCATCGCTAATAATGACTGCTGACGTTCTTGATTACTGGTACGCGCTAATTTCTTCGCAGATTGTCGTGTAATAGTCGCCTGTCTTATAAGATCCGTAGATGCATTAGGACTCGTAGTCATTGTACCTAAACTTAAATTTACATAAGAACTTTATTCTAAACAACTGATTTCAGATATCAATAGACTATTTGTCTACTATATAAATGTACAGAGTTATCAATTAGATATTATTAGACAAGAGATACTTACTCTACTGTATCTATAGTACTCTTGATTATATAAAATTCTATCCATAAAGATGGATTCTACCCCTCATATCTATATTCCAACGGGGTGAGTTCCATCTCAATCCATTTATTTTAAGAGTGCTACCTTCACATAATATTTGAAAAAGTTGTTTTGCTATCCTGTGATTGCTGCTAATGAGTAGAATTTGTGAATTATTAAAGTTCACGCTGCCAAGGCATGTAATTTTTTGTTGTTTCCAATAGCAGTAAATATCTCCGAATAGTTCTCCATACAGTTCATGAAACTGAGGATTTCTGATAATCTTACTAGCGATAGATAAGTTTAAATTTTCAAGAATTATTCGTCCTTCAAAGTTGGGATTGTCTACTGAACCTTGGTAAAGTAGTTTTATATTCCCCTTTTTCAAAAAGTTGACTGCTCCCTGAATTTTCATTTGCTTTTCAGCTATACAAATCTGAGCTTTTAAATTCAGATACGTAACTAAATGCGAAGGATATACCTTAATTATTACTGGTTCATGGAAAGTCAGGTCAATATCAAAATAGAATGGCAGTATATTTCTAATTATAGGATTAGGAATATAGAAGTAATCGCCTATTACATTACGATGTAAAAACAATTCTGTCTTACGACAACGAACCTTTAAGACTATACGTTTACGATAAATACTAGTGAATGGAACTATCGATAATTCTATACGTTGCAAAGCAGCTGTTGAATGAGTTCTGTAATTTGGCCCAATTAATGACGATCCTATTGATATGCCCCCAGCACCAAGTCCTCTATAGACGCCTATTTTTAAAGGGCTTTTAAGTTGACGAACCAATTCCAATTCGATTTGTGGTTTCAAAGTATGAAAAATTTCTTTTGTAAATAAGTCAAGCCCCAGAAGTGTTAAAGGTATAATGTTTATAATGCTGACAAAATTCAGGAGGGTTGTAGCCTTATCTTTTATAGTTTTTCTTTCAGTTTTCATTTATATACTGTGTCATCAATCAGAAAGGGCACAATATAAGAACACAACTCAACCTTACTGCAGACAATGGAACTCAATGCTTTAGTGTTAACTACAGGAAATTGGTTAGCGATTGTAAGTGTAATATTTTTAAGTTTAACCATAGTGGCTTTTGTTATAAGATGGGGGATTCGGTTTCGCTTAGTAGGTATAACGAGTTTTACAATACTTCTGGCGTTCTCTTGTTGGGCCTTTGGTATTAGCTACACTCCACGTATTCGCCTGCAAGGTGCTGTGAGTGTACCTATAGTGTTCGATAATGGAGGTAATTTAGTAGTTGCAACTCTTCAAGACAATTTACCAAGTACGGAAGTTATTCCGACAATCCGTCAATTAGCTTTAAATATAAAGGGGAGTGGTAGAAATAGCCCAAATGGATTGGTACATGTACGGTTACGAAGTATCGAACATATGGGACAAGGATTAGATAAACCTACTGTATTGGCTGAGGCGATACGTAATCTTGAAACAGGTGAGATATTCTTACAACCTTAGACTCAGCGTTATAAAAACTTCTCGGATCTAGGTACCATGAATTGAAACTGTGATGTACAAGTTCAACGCTTGTTAGTTTATTGTTCTCCAATTAATGATAAATTTGCAACTCCCTGAATTTTTCGGCCTGACGTATATTATGAAATATTTAGCCCAGCTGTTGCCACTAGATGATATAATATGACATGTATTATTTAATTGCTCAATGTAAATTAGGATATCTTGATTAAGATGAAACAATTTTTTAATCCCTGTTAAACTAATTGATTATCACTATTGAGATATTTTATCCCAATAGTGATAATCAGCCAAGCTGTATACGATTGATCCCCTTCATCAACAAAAATTACTGTAGTGAAAAAATTGAGTCTATCTAGTCCTCGATAGATAAACAACAGTACAACAGTGTGAAGAAGCCGCCGAGGCCAAGCTGTCTTTTGTTTGAACTGGGATCAGATTCGGATAAGTTGCCGCTTAGTAAATATCCTTTGTTTGATGGCCGAAGCAACTCCATTACTATTACGTGCTGCACAAGGTGAGCAGGTTGAACGTCCTCCAGTATGGATGATGCGCCAAGCAGGCCGTTATATGAAAGTCTATAGAGATCTCCGTGACCGATATCCTGGCTTTCGTGAACGTTCTGAGAATGCGGATCTCTCTTATGAAATATCTATGCAACCATTTCACGCTTTCCATCCTGATGGCGTGATACTCTTCTCTGATATTCTCACTCCTTTACCTGGTATTGGCGTTGATTTTGATATTATTGAAAGTAAAGGCCCAATAATAGAGCCAGCTATTCGTACTGCCTCTCAGATAAATTCTCTTCAAACACTGTGTCCTCAGGCAACGGTCCCATACATTGGTGAAGTGCTCGGACGTTTAAGAAAATCCGTTGGCAATCAAGCAACGGTACTTGGATTTGTTGGGGCTCCGTGGACATTAGCCGCTTATATGGTTGAAGGTAAAAGCTCGAAGAGTTATGCTATTATTAAGGGTATGGCATTCAAAGAGCCAGAATTACTTCATCAGCTCTTAGAGCATTTAGCAGACTCAATAGCAACGTATATTGAATATCAGATTGAAAGTGGTGCACAAGTTGTACAACTTTTCGATTCATGGGCTGGTCAATTAAGCCCTATGGATTATGATATGTTTGCTGCCCCATATCAAAAGCGTATTGTCAACAAAGTGAAAGCTAAATATCCTAATGTACCCCTGATTCTATACATATCGGGTAGTGCTGGATTGCTCGAGCGAATGAGTAACACTGGTGTAGATATAGTTTCTTTAGATTGGACAGTTGACATGGCTGAAGGGTGTCAGAGATTAAATAAAGGATTGGGTGTACAAGGGAATGTAGATCCAGGAATCCTTTTTGGATCAGCAGAAATGATCGAAGCTCGTATTGTGGATACTGTCAAGAAAGCAAAGGGGAGATCGCATATCCTTAACCTAGGACATGGTATCTTGCCAGGTACTCCGGAGGACAGCGCACGTATATTTTTCGAAATTGGTAAAAATGTAAATGTATTAGTCTAACTAGCAGGCAAAAAATTGCGTTATCTAGAGGTTATTCAGATCCGGTAGCATAAAAGTAACTGTTAACATGAGAGACCTAAACGAAGCTACAATTTGAGGTCTACATTTACGATATTTATAAATAGTGGATATGAATTAACTAAGCTGAAAGATTAATTAATTTTGATTTACCCTAGCGATGAGACGTATGGAAGATACATTATTATGTGTAGTCCGTAGGAATATATATAAGCTACTTTACTTAATTATTCTACCTAGAAACATGACGCTGAAATCTTCCTCAATGCTGTACTATTAGATTTAGTTTATCCTTCGTTAACTTACAATGGTGTTTGCTTCTTTATCTCGCGTCTGGTATCAGACCCTTGGTGCTTTTTTAGTCTTCGGCTTTGTACTAGGTACCGGTGGTTTATCGGCTAATGCTGCAACTGTTGAGGTTAAGCTTGGTACCGATAGCGGAATGCTTGCATTTGAGCCTAGCACTGTTACTATAAAAGCGGGAGATACAGTCAAATTTATAAATAATAAGTTAGCTCCTCACAATGCTGTCTTTGATGGTCATGAAGAATTAAGCCATTCTGACTTAGCATTTGCCCCTGGAGAGTCATGGGAAGAAACCTTTAGCACTCCTGGTACTTATGATTACTGGTGCGAGCCTCATCGTGGAGCTGGCATGGTAGGTAAGGTAATTGTAGAATAGTCGAAAGGTCGTTTTTATCTTCATTCCAACTAAGGCAACCTAGATATTGATTTGGTATCTTACTGAAACCGCAGGGTTGATCTTAAATTTTTCGTATAACCATTATTACATGTTTAACTTAAATCATTCCTCCAGCCATAGTGAGGATTATTAGTTTGTATAAATACAAAGCAAAACAGAGGAAAAGTATCGAGGCAGAGATAACCGTACTACTAAGATCGGTTCTTATGTTTGATACGGAATTGGACCGCCGATAATATAACTTCAATGTTTAGATGTATTCGATGGAAATGTATCTTACTCCCGACAAATTTACAGACAAAGCTTGGAACACAATAATAGAAGCTAAGGAATATGCTAAAGATCACAGTCATCAACAAATTGAAACTGAACATCTTTTCTACGCACTAGTAACGCAACAAGAGCTAGCAAAACGAATTCTCACAAAAGCAGGTGCGGACCTACGAGTTTTGATAAGAGACATTGACGAAATATTAGAAAAGCAGGGTAAAGTCAAGGGTCCTGTTGAAAATATTTTCTTAGGAAAATATTTAGATACAGCTCTGAATCAATCTGATAGTCAAAGACAGATTCTGGGTGATAGTTTTATTTCAATTGAGCATTTTCTTCTAGCCCTTATTCAGGATAAGCGTTGTGGATATAATTTATTAACAAAGCAGAAAATAGATTTTCCAAAATTAAAATCAGCGGTTAATGCTATTCGAGGCTCTCAAAAAGTGGTTAATCAGAATCCGGAATCTACTTATGAATCTCTTGAGAAGTATGGGCGTGATCTTACAAAAGAAGCTTTAGATGGCAAGCTCGACCCTGTGATAGGGCGCGATGAAGAAATTAGACGCACGATTCAAATACTTTCACGTCGTACAAAAAATAACCCTGTACTTATTGGAGAACCAGGTGTTGGTAAAACCGCTATTGTAGAAGGACTAGCACAACGCATAGTTAATGGTGATGTTCCCTCAGCTTTGGAAAATAGACAACTGATAGCTCTTGACATGGGAGCATTGATTGCTGGAGCTAAATATCGTGGAGAATTTGAGGAACGATTAAAAGCAGTTCTCAAAGAGGTAACAACAAGTGAAGGACAGATAATACTCTTTATCGATGAAATCCATACAGTTGTTGGCGCTGGAGCTTCTGACGGGGCAATGGATGCTAGTAATTTACTAAAACCAATGCTAGCCCGTGGAGAGCTTCATTGTATTGGCGCAACAACATTGGATGAACATCGTCAATATATAGAAAAAGATCCAGCTTTAGAACGTCGATTTCAGCAAGTCTTAGTTAACCCACCGACGGTAGAAGATTGTATATCAATCCTTCGAGGGTTAAAAGAACGTTACGAAGTTCATCATGGTATTCGCATTTCGGATAATGCGTTAGTAGCCGCTGCAGTTTTAAGTAACCGTTATATCGCAGATCGTTTCTTACCAGATAAAGCTATTGATTTGGTTGATGAAGCTGCAGCCCGATTAAAAATGGAAATTACATCAAAACCTGAAGAGATCGACGAAATAGATCGCAAAATCTTACAATTAGAAATGGAAAAATTATCTTTAGAGCGAGAGTCCGATATTGTAAGTAAAGATCGATTAGAACGATTAGAAGATGAACTTCTCGATCTTCGCCAAGAACAAAACGTTCTCAATACTCAATGGCAAAAAGAAAAACAAGCTATTGATAAACTAAGTTACACTAAAGAAAAAATTGAACAAGTTCAACTACAAATAGAACAAGCAAAGCGTAACTATGATCTAAACCGTGCTGCTCAACTAGAATACAATGTATTAGCGGCTCTTCAAAAAAGCCTTAAGGAAGACGAAGAAATCTTAAGTAATAGCTCAAGTGAAAAATCAATGCTCAGGGAGGAGGTAACAGAAGATGATATTGCAGAAGTTATCTCAAAGTGGACTGGCATCCCCGTCTCTAAGCTAGTTCAGTCAGAGATGGAAAAATTATTACAATTGGAAGATAAATTACACGATAGGATTATAGGTCAATATCAAGCTGTACAGTCAGTGGCGGATGCTATCTTGCGTTCCCGTTCTGGAATCGCAGATCCAAATCGCCCTATTGCCTCATTCCTTTTCCTTGGTCCAACGGGTGTAGGGAAAACTGAGTTATGTAAAGCCTTGGCATTCCAATTATTTGATAGTGAACGGGCAATAATACGAATCGATATGAGTGAGTATATGGAGAAGCATACTGTTTCACGACTAATAGGTGCTCCTCCAGGATATGTTGGCTACGAAGCCGGTGGTCAATTAACAGAAGCTATCAGACGTAGGCCATACTCTGTCATTTTATTTGATGAAGTTGAAAAAGCTCACCCTGATGTATTCAATATTATGCTACAGATCCTAGACGATGGACGGGTTACAGATGGTCAAGGAAGGACTGTTGACTTTACTAATTCGATCTTGATTCTCACTAGTAATATTAATAGTCAGTCAATATTGGAATTAGCAGATGATGATAGTAAATATTTGGAGATGGAAAAATGCGTAAATGATGCTTTACGTGTACATTTTCGGCCTGAATTTCTCAATCGTCTTGACGAGACGATTATATTTCATAGTCTTCAGCCAGATGAGTTAAGACAAATCGTGAAATTACAAGTAGAACGGCTGAGAATCCGTCTCAAAGATCGAAACTTAAGTTTAAATTTAACAGATGATGCACTAGATTGGGTGGCAAACATTGGGTACGATCCTGTCTATGGGGCTCGACCTTTAAAAAGAGCTATTCAACAGGAATTGGAAACACCTATAGCTAAAGCTATTCTCGCTGGTCAGATCTCCAATGGTGATACAATTGAAATAAAGGCTTGATAGAGTAGGATCGCAAAATTCTTGTAGTAAAATACATTATACTCATGCTTATTTACATTGTTGCCGTCAACAGAGTAATACTATTTTAATGCCATTGGTTTCTTTCGCTAATAGCATAATAAGATAAATCCTAATCTCTGCCAGGAGAGAAGATGATTGAAATGACATTGGTGGAGGCATATCCCTATGATGACTAAGGCTCTTCACAAATTAGCTTATGGCGAACATAAATTACGTACTTAGTCGCACAATGCCTAACTTATTACATATTCTGCCAGCCTTTGCCAATGAGGCTGAACTACGTCTAAATGTTATTGTGGAATTAAATTCCACAACGATTAATAAGTATGAATTAATTACTGAGACGGGACACTTAAAATTAGATAGAGTTGGCTACTCGTCTATTGCGTATCCTTTTGCTTATGGGTGTATTCCACGAACTTGGGATGAGGATGGAGACCCTCTTGATATCGAAATTGTGGGGGTTACGGAATCCTTAATTCCTGGAAGTTTAGTGGAGGCTCGGGTCATCGGAATTATGACTTTTGATGACGGTGGCGAAGTTGACGACAAAGTAATAGCAGTACTTGCTGATGATAAGCGTATGGATCATATTATTCAATATGAGCAGCTTGGGGAACACTGGATCAAAGAAACACAGTATTACTGGGAACATTATAAGGATCTCAAAAAACCAGGGACTTGTCATGTCAATGGGTTTTTTGGAGTAGAAAAGTCTCTAGAGATAATTAAAGCTTGCGAAGAACGATATAATCAAATTATTGAGCCTCAGTTAGTCAATTAACCTATTTCCACATATATCTCTATTTTGTTGAGAAGATCAACGTTATATACTTATAAGTTTTTCATTATAACTCAGTATAAGATTAAAGTGGTACCATAAAATAAGACTTGCAATACTATAATTTTTTCTTGTCAGAGGATCATTTCTCTATCGATTAGGATTTATAGAATGTAATAAGGCTATTAGGAAATAGCGGTTAGAATTATTTATATCTTCGCCTTTCTGTATAAGAAACATATCAACAATCTTTCCTTGTGCTTTGCAGTAATACAGTAAGGTCCCAGATATTAGCTACACGTAAGAATTAAATAAAATCCTACTAAATTTTAGAATAAATTTCTTTTAGAATTTCTTCAGCTCCCTGATCGCGTAAGGAGCCTGCTAAAGAAATGCCAATAGCTTCGGGATCAGTACATAATCCACGCCTCTCGTCTCGTATCATTTTCTTCCCATCGAGGCTAGCTACCATACCTGTAAGGATAAGTTGATTATTTTCAATTCGCGTGTGAACGCCAATTGGAACTTGGCACCCACCCTCTAACTCTCTTAAAAATGCACGTTCAGCCAAACAACGCTGAGTTGTAGGAGTATCTTTAAGAACTTGAAGACGATCCAATATTTCTGAATCTTCGTTACGGCATTCAATCCCTAAGGCACCTTGTCCTACAGCATGTAGCGAGATTGAAGTAGAGATCACTTCATGAATACGATTACTTAACCCTAATCTTTCAAGACCAGCAGCTGCTAATATTAAACAATCAAATTCTCCTGAATCAAGTTTCTCAAGGCGTGTGATGACATTACCTCGGATATCCTTAAAAATTAAATGTGGAAAATGATGACGTAATTGAGCGAGGCGACGTAAAGAACTGGTACCAACTATAGATCCTTCGGGAAATGTGTTTAGTGTTTTATCTCTATGTTTCAAATTTACAATTAGGGCATCCGCTGGATCCTCACGTTTAGTGATACAACCCAGTATTAAACCATCCGGTAAATTCGTAGGTAAATCTTTGAGGCTGTGTACAGCTATATCAGCTCTGTTAACTAGCATCTGGGCTTCAAGTTCTTTAGTAAACAGACCTTTGTCGCCTATCTTAGCTAGCGCAACATCAAGGATCTTATCTCCTTGGGTAGCCATGGTTTCAATGTTAATCTCTAAATCGGGGTGTGATTTGGCAAGCTGATCTCTAACCCAATGGGTTTGGACCATTGCCAATTGACTACGACGTGAAGCAATTCGAAGAATAGGATTGACCATTGAATTTCATCCTATGCAGCTGTTAGGCCGCTTGAAAACAGCTTTCTAGCCTAACGAACTAACTGAGACGCCATATTAAGATGTAAACAACAAAGGATCTTGTATTCTGTCTTGATCTTTCGTGATTCTAAAACGCTGATATACAAATATATATCTAACGATTATTCTTTATGATAATATGCAGTGGATTGGATATGGTAAGATCATAATCCATGTTTATTACAATCACTGAATTACAAGAATGTACCAAGAGCATATATTAATTTGACTTTTTAGTCCTTCGAACCTTAATTCCTATTGGAACACAAGAGTAATCTTTTAGGAAAATAAGGCTCTCAATGAAGGCTAAACCATACTCATTGTAAAGATGGATATAACAGTACGACATGTAGGCTCATAAAATTGAAATTATTCAAATACCTTCTCCCATTCACAAGTTTACTTAATATACTCTTTTAGAACACCATTACGGTTGGGGTGGCGTAACTTTCGAAGAGCTTTGGCTTCGATTTGGCGTATACGCTCACGGGTAACATCAAATATCTGACCGATCTCTTCAAGAGTTTTCATACGGCCATCATCTAAACCATAACGTAATCGTAATACATCGCGTTCACGTGGACTGAGCGTCGCTAGAACACCTTCCAGGTCTTCCCGTAGTAAATTTTTAGCAACATCTTGTTCAGGATTCTCAATATCAGCTTCAATAAAGTCCCCTAAACGAGAGTCCTCCTCTTTACCAATAGGAGTCTCTAAAGAAATAGGGAGCTGTGCGCTTTTTGCAATAAATCGTAACTTTTCAATAGTCATCTCCATGCTCTCGGCGATCTCTTCTTCTGTTGGCTTTCGCCCAAACTCCTGACTTAAGACTTTAGTAGTTTTCTTAATACGTGATATGGTTTCATATAGATGTACCGGTAAGCGAATTGTTCTGCTTTGATCTGCTATAGCACGTGTAATAGCTTGACGAATCCACCAAGTAGCATAAGTCGAAAATTTATACCCTTTTTCATGATCAAATTTCTCTGCAGCTCTGATTAACCCTAAGCTTCCTTCTTGAATTAAGTCCTGAAAAGATAGTCCTCTATTCATATATTTCTTAGCAATTGAAACAACAAGGCGTAAGTTTGATTGAACCATTTTAGCCTTAGCTCGACGCCCAAGCAATAAACGGCGCCGAAACTTGAGTAGAGACATTTCAACAAGGACAGCCCATTCCTTATTATCAGGGTAGTATCCATTTTTACCTTCAAATTTACCAGCCAGTTCTTCGAGATAAAGTAAATCTGAGATTTTTCTTGCTAGTTCAATCTCTTCGTCGGGTCTCAAAAGACGTATTCTCCCTATTTCTTGTAGGTAAACACGAATTGAGTCTTCAGTATAGACACCTTTGGGGCCCATTTTAATACTAGCCAGAGCCTTTGTCTTAGTGTCATTTTCATCAGTACTTGGTGTTTTTACAACACTACTCTTTTTTTTTGTAGAAGCTGGTTCTTTACTACTTGCCTTCGTTTTTTTAGTAGGTGATCCACTATCTTTAGGTTTATTACTTGTTCTTGAAGTTGTTTTCTTACTAGTCGATTTTGCCTTAACTGTGGTGGACTTTGAGCTTTTTGACCGAGGAGCTGCTTTGTTACTACTTGCCGACTTCGTCTTCTTCACATGCTTTACTTTTACAGCCTTGGCTTCACCGTCAGCAGTAGCCAGCATGACAATTTCAGGAGCCGAGGCAGACGTAGCAGCAGCTGGAACCATGGACAAAAACACTAAAGAAGGGCAGACGTTGGCCTAAGAGACGTGAAATCCTTTACACAAAGTAATACTGAGTTGTCAAAGGATAGCTTCCCTATCGGATACTACTTGATGGATAGCAAGCAGCAAACGATTGGTACTCAAAGACCTATCTAAAAATCTGGCACAATGCGTGCCTCAAGAAAGAAATCGTTTGTGATTTACAAAAGTTCGCTCAATAAAATCACAACTGAATCCCAAAAAATATCAAAGCACAATGCTCCGTTAACAATACTTCCAACATTAGAGCAAGAAAATATCTTAATTAGTAACATATCTCTTTCTGGTGAAATCATCTGATAGCCTTACTAAGAGCATAGTAGTGCTTCTATTGTCTCTTGAAATACTGAGTCCTGTGTATGTGTATTTGGATATTTGGATAGAGGCTGGACCAAGAGGACACGTATTTACATACAAGAATACGCAGGCAATTGCGATTAATATAGGTGATCTTGTTAAAGTCTACCTGAGACACTATACTCATATAGGAATCGTGATAAGAGGTAGGAACAGAATTCCTAGTGAATTACAAAACTCCAACGTCAAACCTGTTGAAGAGATATTTGAGCCTACAACTATCGATCCCAACTGGTATACCTGGTTGCATAATTCTGCTAACAGATATCATATAAGCTTTTTTAGAATGTTGAAGACAGCGTTACCTAGTCAATGGTTGGGTAATCATAAGCGTAGTAATAAAAATCCGTCCTATAAACAGGTGAAGATTGGTCTTATGATGGAATCACCAATCAAAAGAAATAACATACTTACCAATAGTCAATTGGAGTTGATTCATTGGTTACGTAAACAGCCTAACCAGCATTCCATGCAGAGTGTGCTTCAAGAGAAAAAATTCTCTAATTCCACTATCAATTCGTTGAAGAAAAAAAACATAATTCATTCACAAATTGAACTAACGACAAAGATATCTCCAAAACCAAAATACTTAAACACAAAATTCAATGTGTTCAATATACCTCTAAGTAGTGATCAACAAGCCGCACTTCGGGTATTTGAAATTCTTAACAGAGGTCACGGAATATTATTATGGGGAGTTACAGGATCTGGAAAAACCGAAGTCTACATACAGGCTGCAGCAAAACAGCTTGAAGAAGGTTATAATGTATTAATCTTAACCCCGGAGATTAGTTTAATCCCTCAACTTATTGATCGCTGTCGTAAATGTTTTGGTAAACAGGTCGTAGAATATCATAGCATCTGTGGCAAAGATGATCGTGCCCGCATATGGCAAGCTAGTTACAATGCTATTGGTAGGCCAATAGTTGTCATTGGAACTCGATCAGCGATTTTCTTACCTCTGAATCCATTGGGTCTTATTATTTTAGATGAAGAGCATGATAATTGTTATAAACAGGAAAATCCTATACCTTGTTATCATGCAAGAGACCTGGCTCTAAGACGAAGTCAACAATGTAATAGTAAGATCATCTTAGGTAGTGCGACACCATCACTGGAAGCCTGGAGAGCATGTCAGAATAACGATTCGCTCACCCTTGTCCGGTTACGCCAGAGAATCGGATGTCAAGTACCACCTCAAATCAATATCGTAGATATGCGGTTAGAACTTAAAGAAGGACACAGAAACTCGATAAGCCGATCTCTTTTATATCAGCTTAAGATTATAAAAGAGTTGGGGGAGCAAGCTATAATCTTAGTTCCTCGTAGAGGATATAGCAGCTTCTTAAGCTGTCGCAGTTGTGGAACAGTGGTTGAATGTCCGAAATGTGATGTACCACTGAGAGTGCACCAAAACAAAAAGCAATATAGCTGGCTACACTGTCACTGGTGTGATTATAAAGAGACAATCAAGCAAAAATGTCACGATTGTGGTGCAAATGCTTTTAAAGCCTTTGGTATTGGGACTCAGCAGGTAATGGAACAATTAGAACAGGCACTTGAAGGTTTTCGTATAATTCGTTTTGATCGTGACTCCACACGAGAAAAAGATGGACATCGCCAAATATTGGCTCAATTTGCAAGTGGTAAAGCAGATATTTTGGTAGGTACACAAATGCTATCTAAAGGGATAGATCTTCCTCGAGTAACCTTAGCTGCCGTATTAGCTGCTGACGGCCTCTTACATAGACCTGACTTGCGTTCATCTGAACAATCATTGCAACTATTATTGCAGCTTGCAGGTAGAGCTGGTAGAGGAGATCGGTCGGGAAAAGTATTTATCCAAACATATTACCCTCAACATCCTATAATGCGCTATCTTGTAAATGGACAATATGAAGATTTTTTGATTAAAGAACTGACTATACGCAAGACTGCCAGTCTTGCTCCTTATCGTCGTACTTGCATTGTACATGTTTCTGGGACTTCGGATACCATAACAGCGTCAACTGCAAATATAATAGCTGAAAGTATTCGCTTAGAATGTAAACAGTCAGATTGGAGCCTTGTGGGCCCCTTTCCTGCACCAGTACGTCGTGTAGCCAATCGATCGCGATGGCAAATTTTGTTACATGGGAAAGAAGACAGTATACTACCATTAACAACTGATGCTGAGTTAAATCAATTGATCCCCAAAGATGTACATCTTAAAATAGATCCAGATCCGATCAACTTTTAATAAAAAGTACGGATAAATTTCACCAGAATGGAACAGAATCTCAAGACAATGCAAGCTATTTATTTAAACATTTTAATTAGTGAAGTAATCTAGAAGGTATCTGGCACAAAATCCCAATATAAATCAATGGAGTAAGAATACTTCGTTACACTCTTATTGTGAAAAGGTATTTAATTAACTATTTCTCTGAATTGTCACCAGCAATAGGCAAGAGTTTTAATTCTATTAAGTCTTGATCTAATTCTTCAATTTCTGCTCGTAACTCAGCACCAAAGAAGCGTCCTAGTCTTTCTTGTTTATTGTACCATCGTTCTGCTGTTACACCATAAGATACAAAGCGTAATCTCAAACCATAGTAACCATGATGATCCAATTCTTCAATTTCAATCAATTGAGGAGGTTCTTCTTGATTCCACAATTTTAGTGCTTCTAAAGAACTCTCTAGATGTGCCTTCTGGCCGTACTTCCAACGAGTCACGTCTTTTAAGAGCTTCTGTAACTCGGTTGTATTTGACAATTTAGGAAGAGACTTTATTCGATCTGAGGTGATGATCTTTTCTACAGGAGGTAATTCTGAGGATTTTAATGCCAGTCCTCCTAGGAAAATTGGTATACCATAAAAGACCCCTGCCAAACTAAGATTGGGGCTGTCGGTTGCATACGCAATAGAACCAACTACAGTAAGCGTTGCCCCTACTATAGTAATAAGGCTACCTGGAGATAATAGTGCATTCATTCTTTTATTTTCCATAAGGCAACTAGATGATGGAGGGATATTCCAATTTATCTGTTGTACTTTTCGATTATGCCTATATCAACTCTCCGCAACAGAGACAATATAATACCTAATCATTTGGATTATTGGGAATAATATTGTATATCGATCCGACTTCTTAACTCATAAAAAACAGTTATTTCTTAGGAGTTACTGTTTAGATTTCCATACTGTCTTAGAATGGGATTTCATCCTCTTCATTTTGTAAGGGATCTGGTATTAGGGGGGAAGTATTCCACGTAGATGTGACGATATCAGGAGACCGTAACTCATGTATTGGACTTTGCGAACTACCTTTCCGTAGTATTGTTGAAGCCTTATGATTAGAAGGATCTTGAAGATTGTTTTTTATAGGTTCCAGAGTAAGGGGATGTACCTTGGAAACAATCATTTCAGCTTTTTTCTCCTTTAAACCATCAGGTCGAATTATCATATTCATTTGTAAACGTCCTTCCAGTAGACATCGTTGCCCTATCTGAAGTTTACTTTGTAACTCATGGGCAATATTGCCCCATCCTACGACTTTTAGTCTAGTAGCCGGATCATTAGGCTTTAAACCTTTGATCTCTACCATCGTTTCAACCATTGCTAGGTTGTCTTGATTATTGATTTGAGGAATTTCCAAAATCAGAGCTTCTAGAAGACAGTGATTCAAGACGCCAGACTCAGCAGAAGGTTATCTTGATGGACAAAAGGTGAAAGGGCGAATCTGGTTATTGTCAAGAACAAGCGAAGGACCTCTATTAGCAGAACGTCTCCTCGAACAAGGATGGTCTTTAGACATAAGTGTGGCAAGTCTTACTGCAGCCAAGAGCTATCCATTGTCGTCTCGAATTGAGATAAGAATTGAGCTTTCTCAAGGAATGACATCTATTTCACTGACCCCATCAATATTGAAAGCGCGCTTAAAGGAAAAAACATTTAATTGGATCATTGATGCTACTCATCCTTTTAGACTTAATGAAGTAGACAATTTAAGTCAATTATGTAGAAGCTTACATCAACCTCTTTTACGTTTAGAGCGACCTATAAAAACGCCAAAAAATATTGACTTAATAGATTCTCTAAATAGTTTACAAGATTTAATGAAAAACAACGAGAATATTTTACTAATCGCAGGACTTCAAGATTTAGCTTATATCTATGATAATTGCAATATTCCATGTTTTGCATTAATTTCACCTGATCCATATAGTTTACAGTTAGCCTTATCAATGGGTTTTCCTCCAGGACATTTAGCGTGTTTATTACCACAGTGCCGTAGAAATACGAATACTTATTATCTAGAGTATGCTCTCTGTAAGCATTGGGGAGTGACTCTCCTAGTTCTTTGCCAATCTGGTTGTCCTATCGAACAATTATGGTGTGATGTTGGTCAACAAATAGGAGTTCGCCGGGTTTTACTGCAAAATATAGCCCATTTTAATGAACGTTGTGGTTTTTCAGCTAAAGAATTACTTGAGATCCTAAACAAATGTTGAGCGCAATGACTCAAGATACTATACTCCGGTTAACAAATTAGCAGCCACAAGCTATTTATCAATTTGTTAATAAGGCTCGTTTAGGACCATGAATAGGATCTTCAACCACTATTGTCTGATCACGATTTGCACCAAGAGAAACTATTGCTATCGGAACCTCCATAAGCTCTGCTAAAAATCTTAAATACTTCATCGCATTTTCAGGTAATTCTTCTAGACAACGACAATCAGAAGTGGAAGATTGCCATCCTGGGAACGTCTTGAAAATAGGTTTACACTTAGCAAAATCCTCAACGCTACTAGGAAAGTAATTGATGCGTCTATCATCCAATTCATAAGCAACACAAACTTTAATTTCTTTAAGATCGTCAAGGATATCAAGTTTAGTAATAGCTAAACAATCTAAACCATTGACATCTACTGCGTAACGACCAATAACACCATCAAACCAGCCGCAACGACGACGACGCCCTGTCGTTGTTCCAAATTCATTACCTCTAGCACACAAATGATCATTAAGTTGACCCTCCAATTCTGTTGGGAATGGGCCTTCCCCAACTCTAGTTGTATATGCTTTGGCAACACCAATAACTCGGTCAATCAATGTGGGACCCACTCCAGCTCCAGTGCATGCTCCGCCTGAGACTGGATTAGAGGATGTAACATATGGGTAAGTACCATGATCTAAATCTAAAAGGGTGCCCTGAGCACCTTCAAATAAAATATTCTTCCGTGATCGTGCTGCCTGGTGTATGACTTGTGTAGAATCTACAACATAAGGAGCTAACCTGCGACCATAATCAATATACTCTGATATTATATCTTCTGCATCTAGAGGTTGCAAACCATACACTTTTTCTAATAGGTGATTTTTTTCCTTCAATGGACCTAATAGTCGTTTCCTTAACTGATCTTCGTTTAACAAATCTATTACCCGGATACCTATACGTTCAGCCTTATCTGTGTAAGTCGGTCCTATCCCACGACAGGTAGTACCGATTCGATTATCCCCTCGACGTTGTTCTATAGCCTGATCCAGGATTTTATGGTAAGGCATCGTCACGTGGGCCGTAGATGCTAACTGCAGACCGGAAATATCTATGGAATTTTCAATTAACATATCCAATTCACTTAGCATTACTTTTGGATCAACTACCGTACCAGGTCCAATTAAACAAATTGTACTAGGATAGAGTATGCCCGAAGGGATAAGATGCAGTTTCAGAACCTTACCTTCTACAACGATTGTATGGCCGGCGTTTACCCCTCCCTGATAGCGAACAACCACATCAGCAGAACGACTTAGGAGATCTGTAATTTTGCCCTTCCCCTCGTCGCCCCACTGTGCACCGATGACGACAACATTGGCCAAGGACACAGCGGCCCTAAGCCGCATATAACCACAGTCCAGAACACTCGCAGATAAAGTGCCCTTTCGTCAAAAGTTTAGGTTAGGTTGTGAAAAACTATGTAACAACATGGATATTACTATAGGTATTAAGCACCACGTACCACACTTGCTGCAGCCTTTTTCAACTCCTTGTTAAGGCGTTCTTTTAAATCGTCAGGTAGAGGACGATTAGCATAGCTAGCATAGTGTCCTGCTAATGAATTGAGCGCGGTTTGCATTGTTGTGAAAGAACTTAATCCATTGACTTGACCCTGAGGACGATATCGAGATGTATATTCACTGATCAGTGCACGGGACTCTATTTCAGCCTCCGGTCTAGATACGTCATCCTGGACCAAGTTTATGGTGTTCAATAGATTTTGAGCCACCGTAACTGTATCATCTATATAAATACCTGTTAAGCGTTTCCCATCAAGGGAATTACCACAGGAAGTAACTAAGAGGCAAAGGCTCAGGCATAATGCTATACTCCCTCTCACGAAAAATTGAAAAAAGGAGACCATGGGTACATATCATCGTCTTATGAGACTGTAAGACGTAAGGATGAGGGGGCGTCCGCTGAGATGTTCTTAATCATTTAACAATCCCATGTGTGTACTTTCTAAGATTTGCAATAGATACTGCAGTAACTCAGAGGCGTTTAACTCTATTGTCTTAAGAGTGGCTCGTTCAATTAACTCTGCTTTATGTATTGATGCACTACGGCCAACTATAATCTGCCACGGTATACCTATTAATTCAGCATCTTTAAATTTTACCCCCGCACGCTCCTGACGTTCATCTATCAGCACATCTACCTGGGCATTCTTGAGTACAGTGTAGAGAGCCTCACTTAAGTTCCTTTGTACTTGGTCACGTATATTAGCCACCACGATTACCACTTCGAATGGCGCAATTGACAAAGGCCAGCAAATCCCTTTTGTATCATGGTGTTGTTCGACGGCTGCTTGACTAAGGCGGGATATACCAATTCCATAGCATCCCATCCAGAAAGTTTCCTGATTACCTTTTTCATTAGTAAATTTAGCATCCAAGGCTGATGAATATTTTCTACCTAATTGGAAAATATGCCCAACTTCAATACCTCTATTGACTTGCAATCTCGAAAGAGGATTATGTATGCATTGATCTTGTGGCTCCGCATCACGTAAATCTACCTGTGAATGTAAAGGAACAAGAGGTCCCCATTTCATGTTAACCATGTGTTTATTGTATTCATTCGCACCACAAGTGAAACTTGTTAAAGCTGACGCAGTGGGATCTATTAACCGCAGAAAATGTGTTTGCCAAGTCTTAGCTCCATGTAATACTTTGTTTTCAAGGTGAGGGCCAATATATCCAAAGGGCAAGGGTGCTAAACCTTGCTCCTCTACTTGTTCCGGCGTAATTGGTATTACATCTAATAAGGTCGCAGATTGTATTGATAAATGAGATCGAACAGCATTTCTTAGTTTGACTTCATTTACTAGTTGGTCTGCTCTTAGGATGATTAGTATAGGTATGTGAGAATGATCGGTAAAACGCGCTAACATTAGTAATACTTTTACCACTTGGCTGCTATCTATTTGTTGAGCGTCACAAAGTTCTTCAATTGAGGGCTGATTTGGAGTAGAAATAACCTTACAGATACCGGATTTTGTAATTACAGGAATTTTAGGTAAAGATACAGCTTTTTCTTTATTGGCTGCATAATTGTGATCGTCACTGACAAAAATTAGGTCTTCACCGGCTTCAGCCGTAACCATGAACTCCTGAGAAGCCGCTCCACCTATAGCACCGCTATCAGCCTCTACTGCAACCACGTTTAAACCGCAGCGCTTAAAGATACGCCTGTAGGCTAAGTCTATAGAATTATAGGTCAGGACTAGATCACTATCTGTTGAGTGAAATGAATATGCATCTTTCATTATGAACTCTCTACTCCGCATAAGACCAAATCTAGGACGAATTTCATCCCGAAACTTGGTCTGAATTTGATAGAGGGTAACAGGTAATTGTCGGTATGATTTTAGCAAATCGGAGGCTAGAACGGTTATAATTTCTTCATGCGTTGGACCTAAAGCAATTTCTCGTCCTTGCCGATCTTCCAAATGAAACATAATACCCTCACTTTTAGTATAATCATTCCATCTATTACTGCGCTGCCATATTTCAGATGGCTGGAGCTGTGGGAGTAAGGTTTCTAATGCACCTGCATATGCCATTTCCTCACGGACGCAAGAAGATATTTTTTTCAGAACTTTCCAGAGTAAAGGCATATAGGCATATATCCCAATTGATATACGGCGGATATATCCACCCCGTAGTAATAACTTGTGTGAGATAATCTCAGCTTCGGCTGGGTCATCCCGCAGCGTCACCAGCATCAAGTAGGAGACGCGCATTGTTTCGTAAAGTGACAAATAATTGAAATATAACACTGTCAGGGATTTATATGAATTAGGGATTACAGTAAAAGTAAAACTTATTGATGAGGTACATTATAAACCGGCTAACATTCTAAGTTCAAGCCTGATGGCGATTGATTCCCATCGTTAAGTTAAGGTTCGGCTCTCTAATATTAAATACCATTAGATATTATGCTAACTAATGGTATTCTTCTTAGCCTTTTTATTACTTATCAATGTTACTAATATAGCTGTAATGATTTTCAATTTAGTTCTCTTAAGGCGAGAAATTTAATATCAGAGATCTTTCGGATGATGCTAGGCCCTCTATGCGTATTGTGTAGCATTTTCCTTCAAACTATAAGTTACCCAAAATACTGCACAAAATAAAGTACAATACGTAAGCGGTATTTTTTTAATACGTCTGAGTCTTTTTCTGTAACCAGTACTAAGTATATTTAATGTTTTGAGAATGAAGACGAATGTTCACTTACCAAAGTTGGTTAAAGGATTTTAGTGAGGACTGTAATCACATACAAGCCAAAATCATAAATAACTTCTCTACAGCTCCGAGAATATTTATGGTAATACTTTTTATAACAGGAATGGACAATACATGTCATTACGATACTAATTGGTTATTTTGCTACTCTAGAATTCTAGTGCGAATAATTTCACAAATTATACTCAGAGATAATGATTCTTAACTTTCAGTCACATATGCTTACTATTTAAGTAAGAACGAAATTTACATTTTTGGACAACTGATTTCATATCATACAGAACACCAAGAAAAATTTTAGTGATTCAAGAAGTAAAATAGTATTAGCCTTTATTTTACTGGTTAATAAAATTATTTTGTTAGTTATTGGACAATCTTCGATTAAGATATTATTCATTTAAATAAAGAGACTGTTTAACTAATTAAATAACTAAAAGTTAAACAGCGTGAGATAGAATACTAGGGTTCGATTTATAGAATAGAGTATACGGCCGCTGGTTATCGTATATGATGCCATGTTATCAATAATCAAATTAACTGTAACCTTCTGATTTATGGATGGAAACTGTAAAACTCAAATGCCACACCAATATCCGTGTCACAAATAGCCGCAGAGCCCGACTTGCTTGTAGGTTGGTAAGCGCCCATTCAGGTAAGCGACCGTGCCCACCATTCGTTTCGAACAGGAAGGCCAGCAGGTCGGGTGTATTGAGGGTGCAAATTTGCGTAAGGCCGCCTTAGACGCAGGTATTAACCCTTATAAAGGTTTCAATAACCTCAATAACTGTGGCGGTGTGGGCCAATGCGGCACTTGTGTCGTAGAAGTGATTGAGGGGGCTCGGAACCTTTCGCCCCGCTCAGATGTGGAGGAGGTATATTTAGCTGATCGACCAGCAAATTACCGCCTCAGTTGCCGTACTAGCGTTAACGGTGATGTTGTTGTGCGCACTCGCCCTGCTGATGGAGTTGGAAAAGGTTCTAACAGCCTTCTAGGAGCCCTCAAAGCCTTAGTGGGTAAATAGTTAAGGGTGTAAATACTGTTCTTAATTAGCTATATAGCTAATTAAGAACAGTATTTACACCCTTAACTATCTTATAGAAGAAAGACTGCAGGTACTGACAATTAACAAGTAAGTAGCGCTTTGGGGTCAACAAAAGCGCTACTTACTTGTTAATTGTCAGTACCTGCAGTCTTTTAACTTTAGTGCTTTATCATTACTTTCCCTTTAAAATTCTAATGACTAACAGTTTTAAAATATGCTAAGTGTGATAAGAAAGGCAGTATCAATTTGTGAAGTTCAAACTATACGTTATCCTTAGAGGAAGCAATTTTACTACATTCAGTTTTCTCAATTGCTTTTCTGTTAAAAGGCATTCCGTGCTGCTATTAGTAAATTAGAGACACCACAATAACAGCTCAAGATTAGCTGCAACCAGCCTAATGTATAGAAAACTTAATTCCAAAATATTTATATACGTTAATAAATCTAACAAAGTTAGTCAATCAATATAGAAAAACCTTGTCTGTTTTAGTCTAGACAAACACAATTACGAGACAGCAAGTTATATAATGTATATAGAAAACAACAACCAAACAAAACATACTCCAAATTGGAAAACACTACTGGCTATATTTAGTTTCACTCTGAGTATCTTCATATGGTTTAGTGGTTTGATCGGAAGCTTACAACGACCGTCTGTTGCAAACAGTCTTGAATTACGCAGATTAGAATTGGTATCTCTCGGGATGCCATCTGAATCTAGAAATATCGTGCAATTTTTTGTTGGAAAGCAACCAGAAGATAGTCTTCAGAACGCTCTTGAGAAATCACATATTAGTCGGAAACGTGATATATTACTCAATATTTCATTACAGGAGAAGATCCAAAGATCAGCAAATAGCAATTTTGTAAGCACATGGAGAGTAAAGTCTATTTATAAGAAATATTGGACTTTTCAGACACCAGAGTATTCAGCTACCAATACACAAGAAAAGTTACTCAAGAAGATATATGACGACCCATTGTTATTTAAATTGAATTGTGAGATATTAAAGTACGGTAATTGTCGACAACTAATACCTGAAAGTAAAGCATTTTTACAAATCCTGGGTGTTACGATACCACCAATTCTTGCCTTGATAATCGGTGGTATCTTGTTATTACGTCAAATTTGGTTAATCTGGAGAAGAGAAAATCAAAGCTTACCTATTTTAATTGCTCCAGCCCTTGGATTAATAGATATAGTTTTATTAATATCAGGTGGTTTCGTCACCCTTGGTGAAACGGCATCTTCTATTCTTGTAATTCCATTAACTCAAGCAACAACTAATTTCTTTCATCTGGCGTCTCCACTACGAGAAGCAATATCTATAGTCCTTTTATACTTAGGATTGTCGGTTATGCCTTTGGTTATTCTTATATTAACCTTACGTCCTAACCAACCTGCACCCCCAGAGGGATTTTTACAATTACATTGGAAACCTCTTGGATCAACAATATCTCAGGCTACCATTAGCGTACTCTCGGTTTGTCCATTAGTTGTCGCCTTAGAACAACTAAGTAAAATCATCATAAATACTCCGAGCGGAAGTAATCCTTTGATGACATTATTATTAAACAATCATAACCCATTAGCTTTGATGTTTTTTTCATTCCCTGCCGTAATCCTAGCCCCTTTATTTGAAGAACTGATTTTCCGAGGAGTGTTGCTACCAAGTCTGGGAAGAAAACTTGGTCCAGGCTGGGGTGTAATCCTTAGCTCTTTAATATTTAGTATTGCGCACCTAAGTTTAGGTGAATTAGCTCCCTTGACAGCTTTAGGATTAGGGTTAGGTTGGTTAAGAGTAACCTCAGGGCGTTTAGCACCTTGTGTTCTAATGCATGCTTTTTGGAATAGTTTTACAGTAATCAACTTACTCTTACTTGGTTCCTAAATATACGCAAAGTGCTCTTTACAGTGATTAGATATTGTTAGACAATACTATTAAAATCATAGCAAAGTAACCTTTGTAAAAATCAAATCAAGCAAAACTAAAAAACAACACAAGTTATGTTAGGACGAAACCAAATACCCAAAAAGAAAGTAAAGCTTTTGGCAGATACCGTCCTTCTAGCAATGGGATGCTTTGGATTAATATTAACAGGATTAACCCTTCATTGGCAATATAGCTGGAGTTGTAAGTTCCAAGATTTAGAAAAGGCGCGAATCCTAAAACACCGATTCGCAAAAACAACAATTGCACTTGAACAGTATGCCTTTAACAAGGGACATAATTCAACATATTTTGTTAAGACTAATAATCATAATATTATGTACTTACCTAGAGTTAGGATAGGTACATATAAGAGCAATAAATCTTTAACGAATGCAGTAATAATTTCACTTAATTTAATAAATAATTATGGTCAGCAAAAAGGTTATTAGAAACGATTATGTTACCTGTTCTCGACTCGGATAGACGTTCTCGCAAAAAAAATAGTAGTCCCAAATGGAATTTTCAACAGCGCATCCTCCATGTTTACATGTTACTGTCTTGCGGTTTATCAATTATTACAGGTCGTATGACATTCCTTCAAATAATTCAAGCTAAACAATTGGATTCAATAGCGCATGCAATGCAGACAAAGAGAGTAGAACCCTTAGGTAAATTACGCAGAGTTGTTGATCGGACAGGGCGATTACTAGCTTTCGATGAAGAAAGGTTCAACGTTGCCATACAAACACCATACTTTGATTCTGTAAAGCATCAATTCGACATTAATGAAATGTCTACTAGTGACATCACGGTAGCGAATAATTTATCTACATGTTTGGGGATCTCGACAAATAAACTAATCGAACAACTGAAGACTAAACCTTATGGAATTCGAATAGCATCTGGGCTAGATTTGGATATGATAAGATATTTTTATGAACTGCGCCGCTTTAGTAGAGGTTTGTGGGTTAGTCATTATGTGAAGAGAATTTACCCTGAAAAATCCACCCTTGCAAACGTAGTAGGATTCGTAAACTTAGGCAGAATCCCTCAGTCAGGTATCGAACATAGTCGTGCAATAGACATTAGAAATTACGAAAAGGCACTAATTTTCAGACGTACAGGGGATGGAACAGCATTACCTAATGGTTTACAGCCTGACTCCCTTTATAACGATGATTTTTGTTTAGAACTTACTATCGATACCAGTCTCCAACGTGTTGCTTCATATGCCCTTATTACCCACATGAATCATTGGAATGCTAAACGTGGGGTCGCAATGATAATGGATGTAAGGAATGGAGAGATATTAGCACTCGCTTCTCATCCTACTTATGATCCAAATAGATATTGGAAATACTCTCCCGTACTGTATCGAGAATGGTCCGTCCAAGATGCATTTGAACCAGGGTCAACTTTTAAGCCAGTAAACCTGGCGCTAGCCTTACAGGAGAAAGTTATTGAGCCTCATGGAAGAATTAATGATATTGGGGAGCTTAAGATTGGTGGTTGGTCCATCTTTAATCATGATCATGCAAAACACGGATTAACTGATTTTCCGACCTTATTACAACTTTCTAGTAATGTAGGGATGGTTTTGGCAATGAAAGATTTGGAACCTTCAATATATTGGAAGTGGCTCTATCAAATTAGTTCGAAGCCAAATACTGACTTATTTGAGGCAACTCATGGTCAAATAAGGAATCAGCGACAGTTCTTAGACAAATTCATTGAACGTGCGACGGTAAGTTTTGGGCAGGGGTTATCAATAAGTTCACTGAAGTTACTCCAACTTCATGCAATGTTAGCAAATGGTGGGCGTCTAATTAATCCAAGAGTTACAAAAAGTGTAGACCCTATCAAAGGAGTACAATTAATAGATCCCATTGTATCGCGAACAATATTGAGATGGATGGAGACAGTGGTTGAACAAGGTAGTGGGAATATTGTTTTTATCCCAGGTTATCGTATTGGGGCTAAAACGGGTACAGCTCAAAAAGCAAAAGCAGGGCGATATGTTGCTCGTATTTGCAGCTTCATCGCACATTTACCTATTGAAAATCCCCGCTTTGTAATTTTAGTTGCAATAGATGAGCCTAAAGGGGATAATGCTTATGGTAATACAGTAGCTGGGCCTGTAGTAAAAGAAATAATCGAAACTCTACTAGTACTAAAGAAAATTCAACCGATGGAAAGTTAGTTGACCCTTTGATTAAAATCTCTAAAGTCAAAATCATAAGATATGCTTATAATACCCGAGTAATGTCGTTGTTAATATATTGCTGCCGACACCTATTAATGATCAAATCAACCGCTATGTTACAAACCTCCACCAACATTACAGACTATGCGTAATTTATTAGATCAGTTATCTGAGATGACTATAGTCGTAGCAGATACTGGAGACCTGAGTGAAATTCGTAAATTCACACCACGTGATGCCACAACGAATCCATCGCTGATTTTAGCAGCTGCACAAATCCTTAGTTATCAAACTTTGATCGACGAAGCCCTTCTGAATTCTCGAAAGAAGATGGGCTCAGTTTCTTCAAACCAAGATATTGTCAGTGAAGCCCTAGATAAGATTTGTGTACTTTTCGGAATTGAAATTTTGAAACTAATTCCAGGTCGTGTTTCGACTGAAGTTGATGCTCGCCTAAGTTATGATACTGAAGCAACCATTGAGAAAGCTCGTAAGATTATGAGTCTTTACAAGGAAGCAGGAATAGATTCACACCGGGTACTTATAAAAATTGCGTCAACGTGGCAGGGAATTAAAGCCGCAGAGGTACTAGAACAAGAAGGAATTCACTGTAACCTTACCCTTCTATTCGGATTTGCTCAAGCTATTGCCTGTGCTGAAGCTGGAGTTACATTGATATCTCCGTTTGTCGGACGAATTCTGGACTGGTATAAAGCAAATACTGGCCGAACTTCATACCCAGGACCTGAGGACCCTGGAGTTATATCAGTGACTAGAATCTTCAATTACTATAAGTCTTTTCATTATAAGACAGAAGTTATGGGTGCTAGCTTTAGGAATATTGATGAAATAGTCGAATTAGCTGGTTGTGATTTGTTAACAATTTCTCCCTCATTACTTAACGAATTACGGACTACCGAAGGAATTCTTACTCGGAAGCTTGATCCAATAGCTCCTAAATGCACTGAACAAAAAGTACAATTGGATCAAGCCAAATTTGATCAGTTGATGGCGGAAGATAAGATGGCTCATCAAAAACTCGAGGAAGGAATCCTTAGTTTTAGTAAAGCTATTGATACTTTAGAAACTCAATTAGCTAATCGACTTTCTATCTTGAACGAGTAATTCCTGCTACATTGGTACTCTAACGGAATAAACTTTCATGGAAGGAATTTATAAGATAATTTGGATCTAATCTGTACTCTATACTTTAAGGATTTCAGTCTCTTTTTGTGATAAGTATTTATCAATTTCGGCAATAAATTCATCAGTTAAGCTCTGCACTTTTTTTTGCTGATCACGGATCTGATCTTCGGAGAGAGAAGCTTCTTTCTCGTTCTTTTTAACTTTGTCTATAGCATCACGTCGTAAGTTACGTAAAGCAACTTTACCTTCTTCTGCATACTTCGATGCTAACTTACAAAGTTCTTTTCGTCTATCCTGTGTTAGTGGAGGGATATTGATTCGTATTATTTTCCCATCATTGCTAGGTGTGAGTCCTAGATCACTCATAGCGATAGCCTTTTCGATCATAGACATTGACTTATTATCAAAAGGCTGGATAGCAATGGTTTGAGGATCGGGTGTAAACACTGTTGCCACGGATTTTAAGGACATTTCTGCCCCATAATAATCAATGGTAATTTTGTCAAGAAGAGATGGATTAGCACGTCCTGTGCGGATTGTATTCAGAGTCCGTTGGGTGGCCTCTACTGATTTATGCATGCTGGCTTCAAGATCGTCAGTTAGCATTGGATTCGAGGAAAGAAAATGAAATGGTTTATTTAACTAAAGATATGCGTGTCCCAATAAGGTCACCCGCAACTGCTTTTTTAATATTACCTGGACCAAATAAGTTAAACACCAAAATTGGGATGTTGTTATCTTTGCAAAGTGCAATAGCTGTGCTATCCATTACTTTTAACTCCCCACTCAGTACCTCATGAAAAGTCAGAGCACTATAGAGAGTCGCATCACTATACTGAGTGGGATCTTTATCATAGACTCCGTCGACCTTAGTAGCTTTGAATATTACGTCAGCATTAATCTCTGCAGCCCTTAAAGCAGCGGTAGTATCCGTAGTAAAAAAAGGATTACCGCAACCTGCCCCGAATATTACAATACGCCCTTTTTCCAAATGGCGTATTGCTCGACGACGAATGTAGGGCTCTGCAATTTCCTGCATATCTATGGCTGTTTGAACCCGAGTTGGTACACCTGCTCTTTCAAGAGCGTCTTGAAGCGTAATTGCATTCATTACAGTCGCCAGCATACCTACATAATCAGCTGTTGCTCTATCCATACCTGCCGCCGATCCTTTTAATCCACGGAAGATGTTTCCACCCCCTACTACTATCGCTAGCTGCGTTCCTCCAGCTACTACCTCTGCCGCATCCGTTGCTACAGATGTAACGATAGCAGGGTCAATTCCAAAACCCTGTTCTCCCATCAACGCTTCGCCGCTGAGCTTGAGAAGGGCGCGCCGGTAAGCCATTGACCTCTGCGTTCGGGTTAACAGTAGCAAGAACAACCCATCTTACCGATTTTACAAGAAATTATTTTTACAATAGCGGTGAATGCTTCATGTGTTTCCAAGGAAGCAATAACAAAAATATTATACATTTATATATAGAAGATTGTAGTCCTATAGACATTCAACATAATTCGCTCGTATAATTATAAAATCTTTAGACTAAAATAGTTCCTCTTACCATCGTGGTGATGTTTATAAAATAAGTTTAGGGTTTCTTAGAGGAATAGAATAGACGTCTATCTAATTCTAGCTACGATTCTCTGCAGGGTCCCACCAGCGATTAATGTTCGTTCAATCCCAATAAAACCAATCTCTACTAATTTCGGCAGCAAATTTGTATCGATAAAATTTCTCGTTTTATGAGCTCTGAAAATTAGATATATGAGCTTTTGGAAATAAGCTATCACCATTGGCCCTTTATGCAAATCCACTATGATTAGATACCCTCCCGATCTTAGGAGTCTATGAGCCGATTGAAGTATTTGTTCCTGTTCACTAGCTCTCAGTTTATGTAATGACATATTCATTTGGATTGCATCGAACTGTGGTGTCAATGAAATCGGATCTTTAGCAAATTGCTCTACTAAAGGAACAGGCCGCCAGGTGCGAATATTTGGTTCAATGAAAGTTATTCTTGTGAACTTGTACTTTAAACTCAGGGGATGTGTACGTTCACGTACACCATATGAGAGGTCTAGTATATCCTTCCCATCGGTTAAACGTAAAGCTAATGTTCTGGAACAAAAAAACCTAAAAAATAATACGTCGGGATTTACAATGCTTAGAAAATTTTGAATTATCTTCTGATTCCACCAGTTTTCCCTAGGTGCTCTATTTGAATAGTGATTCATTTAGTCATTAAAGCAAAGTGACTGATAGTTAACTCACCATCTTGCAAAAGCCAATCAGTATTAACGTAATCGTATCAGGGTATACCTACTTCAAATCAGGATACAGAATAGTCTTGAACTAAGGGTATTGGTAGTTTTAGAATTGTTTTTTATGATTCACTAACTTGATAAGAGTTCAAAAAGCAGAGCAAGACCGACCCTATCGATCTAGAAGAAAGTTTGTCAGTTTTAGCGCCATGAGCGTTACGCTCCCCTTACCTTCCTCCGGATCAAGGCTATGGCCAAGGTCGGCGTACTGCTGCTGAACCTCGGCGGACCCGAGCGTATCCAGGACGTTGGGCCCTTCCTTTACAATCTTTTCTCCGATCCTGAAATCATCCGACTTCCGGTTCCAGCACTGCAAAAGCCATTAGCATGGCTCATCAGCAGCTTACGGAGCAGTAAGTCAGAAGATGCATATCGCTCAATCGGGGGAGGTTCTCCCTTGCGACGAATAACGGAGCAACAGGCTCGAGAACTACAGGCTAACTTACGAAAACGCGGTATTAATGCAACTACTTATGTTGCAATGCGTTACTGGCATCCATTCACTGAGTCCGCTGTAGCTGACATTAAGGCAGATGGTATGGAAGAGATCGTAGTCCTACCTCTGTATCCCCATTTTTCGATCAGTACCAGTGGTTCAAGTTTTAGAGAATTGCAACGTTTACGACAAGCAGATTTACAATTCGCTCAACTCCCTATTCGGTGCATCCGTAGTTGGTACGATCATCCTAACTATTTAGAGGCTATGGTAAAGTTAATAGCCGAACAAGTTCGAGCTAGTACTATACCGGATCAGGCCCATATTTTTTTTAGTGCCCATGGCGTTCCTAAAAGCTATGTTGAAGAGGCAGGGGATCCATACCAAAAAGAAATTGAAAGCTGTGCCCAATTAATTATGCAACGTTTGGAAAAATCTCTTGGCCATAGCAATCCTTTTACTTTAGCTTATCAAAGCCGAGTTGGCCCTGTTGAATGGCTGAAACCCTATACAGACGAGGCATTAGTAGAATTAGGAGAGAAAGGAGTAACGGATTTGGTCGTCGTACCGATAAGTTTTGTTAGCGAACATATTGAGACTCTGGAAGAGATTGATATTGAATACCGTGAAATAGCCACTGAAGCTGGAGTGGAATATTTTCGTCGAGTCCCAGCCTTAGATACTTATGGGCCGTTTATCGAAAGCTTAGCGGACTTAGTGGAAGCAAGCATCGCCGGACCAGAAATTAACCTAGACCAAGCTGCGGAGTTGCCCACCAAAGTTAAACTTTATCCTCAGGATAAATGGGCTTGGGGGTGGAATAATACTTCCGAAATTTGGAATGGTAGACTGGCAATGGTAGGATTTTCAGCTTTCTTGATAGAATTAATTGTAGGTCAAGGCCCCCTCCACTCACTTGGGTTGCTTTAATTATTATTACTATTATTATTCGCTTGCACGATACTGTTGACTAAAAATTATCTTATTATCGACAGTATGACTGAATTAAGTCTTAAACTCTAGGGTTAGAAAAATATCTCTGCCTTAAAATCTCGAGGTTTTTATAGATAAGACCTTGGTATAAAATTTATTAGTGAAGAAAATATCATATGCAGCAGCAGCCCTTAAGATTAATTGGTGTTTGGATACCTTTGAACTGCCGCTGTGACTCTCACTCCTGTCCTTTATACGGAAATAGCTGCCGCCTCCTCCATAGTTACGACTGGTGCGGAAGCTCTAATGGATGCACTCCATCGTCATGGAGTGAAGCATATCTTTGGATACCCAGGTGGTGCGATCCTTCCTATTTACGATGCTCTGCACAAAGCAGAGAGTAAAGGTTGGTTGAGACATATCCTCGTTCGTCATGAACAAGGAGGTGCTCACGCTGCTGATGCTTATGCTCGTGCTACCGGTAAGGTAGGAGTATGCTTTGGTACCTCCGGTCCTGGAGCAACAAACCTTGTCACCGGTATAGCTACAGCTCAAATGGACTCTGTTCCAATGGTAGTAATTACAGGTCAGGTCCCTCGATCAGCTATTGGAACAGATGCTTTTCAGGAAACAGATATATTTGGTATTACTCTGCCAATCGTTAAGCATTCTTGGGTAATACGTAACCCTGCTGACATCGGTAGGATTGTCGCTGAAGCCTTTCTGATTGCAGCTTCAGGCAGACCAGGTCCAGTATTAATTGATGTTCCAAAGGATGTAGGTCAAGAGGAATTCGCTTACACTCCAGTAAGTCCTGGCAGTGTAATACCTCTTGGTTTTAGGCAGCCTTTGTCGCCTAATAATTCAGATATCGAGCAAGCCCTTGAACTGATTAAGAAAGCCCATCAACCTCTTCTATATGTTGGTGGTGGTGCCATCTCAGCTGGTGCTCACGCAACTGTAAAACAATTGGCTGAACGATATCAAATCCCTGTTACCACCACTCTAATGGGGAAAGGAGCTTTTGATGAAAAACATCCTTTATCAGTTGGAATGCTAGGGATGCATGGCACAGCCTATGCTAACTTTGCCGTTACCGAGTGTGACTTATTAATTGCGGTTGGTGCTCGTTTTGATGATCGTGTGACTGGGAAATTAGATACATTCGCACCCAATGCTAAGATAATTCATCTTGAAATTGATCCAGCTGAAGTAGGAAAAAATCGGCGTGCAGATGTTGCAATACTAGGAGACGTAGCAGAGACATTAGCCCTGATGGTACAGCATAAATCATCAACAGTGCAGAAACCTAAGACAAACGCTTGGTTAAAACGTATTCGTGAATGGAAAACTCGTTATCCATTAATAATACCATCACCTAGTGGTGCCATTTTCCCTCAAGAGGTGTTGTTAGCAGTGCGTGACCTAGCTGCTGACGCTTACATAACAACTGATGTCGGACAACATCAAATGTGGGCAGCTCAGTATCTGCGTAATGGACCTCGACGATGGATTAGCAGTGCTGGTTTAGGAACAATGGGATTTGGCATGCCTGCTGCCCTGGGTGTCCAGACAGCTCTTCCTAATGAACAGGTTGTATGTATCGCAGGTGATGCGAGTATATTAATGAATATACAGGAGCTAGGTACACTTGCTCAATATCAACTGCCTGTAAAGGTCATCATTGTTAACAATCATTGGCAAGGCATGGTTCGCCAGTGGCAAGAGAGTTTCTACAATGAGCGTTACTCTGCCTCTGACATGTTAGATGGAATGCCAGATTTTGTAGCTCTTGCAGGGGCTTTCGGTGTTCATGGTGTCCACATACACAGTAGAGTACAGTTGCGTAGTGGTTTGCAAAAGGCTTTTAAACATCCTGGACCCGTTCTAGTTGATATACATGTTCGCAGAGGAGAGAATTGTTATCCAATGGTACCTCCAGGAAAAAGTAATGCACAAATGGTTGGTCTCCCTAATGACTCTGGAGTAGCCCTACGCAAAAAATCGACTTGTAGTAAATGTGGGGTGGAGAATGCTACTGAACATTTATTCTGCTATGCCTGCGGTATGGAGTTATAAGTATTTTATCTAGCTTAATCTTGTTTAGACAATAGACTTAACTGGAAAATACCAACAAATACATGCATACTATCCCATGGGATTACTAGCGATCACGCATCATCCACAAACCATCAAAATGGGATATATCTTTTTGAACAGCTAAAAACTGTAAGCCAAAAGCATTTACAGATGATTCATTAAAAGCTGCCTCGGCAATTGCAGCTTCTTCATCAGATAAGTCCGTCAGTAACCATCTATCTTCTAATCCAGCTTCTAAAATCAGTTTATTATTGAATATTTTTAGTCTCACAGGTTCTAAACCTTCAATCCAAGCTGCAATTGCCAACGCTCGTTCGTTACTTAGAAGACATATACCCGGAACAAGGGTATTCTTGTTTGCTGTGGTCGGAGATGGGAGAAGACTGGCAAAGCTAATATCCCATTTATGAGCGTTACAAAGAACGTCTATAGGTAAAGAGGCCCAGCTCCACGAATCTCCACGGACTGCGGTAGGTAAAGGAATCGCTGGTAATTCATTGTATACCGACCCTATACTTTCATTTTTTGCCGAATAATTCAAAGCAGAATAGATATATTTTTCTCTTTCTTCCATCCATTCCGTTAAAGCATAGCACCGACGACTTGGTACAAATTCCACATCAAAATATTCTGCAGCGCGTTGAACCATAGTCCGCATCGAAGATCTCCAGGAGCGAATACGCCTTGGAGAGACAAATCCTTGCCTTCGAGCAGACGTCAGTGCCTGTCCTAGTGCTGCTTTTAACCAAAGAGAGTTAACACTGTTAGTTGGACAGGGCATTTCCCAGCGAAAGCAAGACTTAGAAGTACTGTCTGAAGATAAAGGAGTAGAGCAAATTATTAGTTCCCACTTTTTTTTCCCATTAAGGTGTATAGATGAACGAGAATAAAAATCAAGTTCCCAATCTATGTTTGGCGGTGCTGTTTTAATCGTAGTTTCATCGTAGGACGGAATCATTTTGTACTTTGCTCCTGCTGGCGCATTAATTGACGAGCGTTAATAGTACGATCTGTAGCTTCACTCATTACTGTTTCTTTCGCTGTTAATATCTCTCCGTGTTTAGCTTCCAATAAGGCTGTATTTAGAGCAATACGCTTCCGACTTGGATCTAATTCTGTTATTAATGCTTTAACTTGATCATTCTGCCCAAATAATTTTTCTGGCTCCTTCAAATTTCCGTTTGTAATCGCAGAATGATGTAACAGGCCACTAATGCCCCCTAAATCTACAAAGAATCCATATGGTTTTATCCCCGTGATATGTCCCTCAATCAATTGGCCTACTTCCAAGTTAGCTAATTTGCTAGCTATCACAGCACCTTTTGCTGAAAGTACTAATTTTTGGGAATTCGAATTTACCTCCAAAAATGATGCAGTAATAGTCGTACCTATCATCTTTTCAGGAGTTTCACCATACTGAAGCTGGGAATACGGTATAAAGCCACGAATTCCATTATAATCACATGTTAAGCCACCTCGATTAGAACCGGTAACTCTTACCTGTATCAACTCTCCATTTCTTTTCAATGCTTGTATGGTATCCCAGTTTCGACGTGTGATCAGAGATTTGTAGCTAATAGTAACTATTCCCTCGGCATTCTGCTCCTGTATAACTACTGCTTCTATCTGAGAGCCTATTGTAAAGATGTCTTTAAGGTTATTGGCTGTATTGAGTCCGCATTCTTTCTTAGGCATGAATGCTGGAGCTTTACCTCCGATATCGACGTAAATACCGTCACTCTCTATATTGAGAATAATGCCGTTAATACATCTATCAATAATCCCAATTGGTTGATGATCATCAAGGGCAGCAAGAAAGCTTGCCTCATCAAAATCAAAATCATCAACAGTATGAGTTATCTCGGATCTTTTGTCCTTTGATTTTAATTGTTGTTTATTGTCGTTTTTATGTTCATTACTCATGGCAGATTCAAGTAAATCTGCCATGAGTAATCCTTCCCGCTCAACTAATTTGTCATTATCCATAGTCTGTGCTGCAGGAGTATTAGAAAAATTAGGAATGTGTTGTGATGATTGCATCTTGTCATTAGCTTGCTTAACGGTTGTTTTCTTATCCAAAATCAACTCTTCCTTTTTACAGATACCAATAACCTCAGGTAATCTGTGATTCGACTCTGTTTTTTTAGGCAATTGATTCTCCGCCAAAGTTTGAAAGCAAGTCACCTTAGTTTGCCGCTGATCATTGTTGAATTAGCGCATTTTCATCAAAAAGTGACAACCTAATCACTCCATTGCTCTAACTTTATGTCTGGACGACGTTTGGAATGGATGAGTTGGCCGGAAATTCAAGAAGCTGGAGTTCAACCAGGAAGTACTGTAGTTTGGCCATTCGGTGCAGTTGAGCAGCACGGTCCTCATTTACCTGTATGCACTGATGCCTGTTTTGCTGAGGTGGTACTTGACGCGGTGATGGCTCGAATTAAACCAAATAGACCAATATGGCGACTACCACTACAAATGATAGGCTTTTCTCCAGAGCATGAAGCTTTTCCTGGAACTTTAAGTTTATCGGCAGAATTAATTCTTAATATGGTTGAACAAGTCGGCAATCAGTTATCACGCTCGGGTTTTGAACGTTTAATCTTATTCAATGCTCATGGTGGACAAATTAGCCTATTGCAAGTGGCAGCAAGACAGTTGAGAGCTCGGCGACCTTCGCTGGGTGTTTTGCCTTGCTTTCTCTGGAGTGGACCTGAAGGGATATCATCTTTATTACCTGAACCAGAACGTTATGAAGGACTTCATGCTGGCTTAGCAGAAACAAGTCTTATGCTTTACTTACAAGCTAATCAAGTGGGTAACATTAAACAGTGGGATGGTGTACGTGACTGCCCTACTCCCCCCTTAACTCCCCCCAATGGTTGGAGTTTAGAAGGGAAAGTACCGAATGCTTGGCTCACGTCTGATATAAGTGCAACAGGTGTTATTGGAGACAGTAGACAAGCTAATGCTTTATTAGGTGAACAGCTTTTTAATCTGTTGGTGGATGGTTGGCTCGCTCGATTCGAATCCCTTTTAGATAGTTCATGGCCTCCACGACGCATTTCTTAGGTTATTCAAGGTACAGATTTCAGCACTTCTATTTTGATCTATCTTGAAAATACTTAATGAACACACTTTTGTACGGTAAACATGGTTGTTAACTAGAATCATATACCGTGTGAAAGATTGTGAAAGGTTATATGATTCTAGAAGCAACGACTGACAAAGTTTTTAATTTATATAAAATATGGGCAGCAAGGATATGCAAGTAGTATTGATTTTGTGATACTATTTGCAATTTATTCTATCCTCTCGCCTTATATTTCTTTTAAAATACTATGCCACGTCGCTCTTTACTTGAGTTTGAAAAGCCACTAATAGAGCTAGAACAACAAATCGAGCAAATTCGTCAATTAGCTAAATACTCTGAGGCTGATATGAGTCAGCAACTACTTCAGCTAGAAAATCTGGCATCTAGGAGGAGAGAAGAGATTTTTAGTAGACTAACTCCAGCACAAAAGATTCAAATAGCTCGGCACCCACAACGTCCAAGTACACTCGACTATATTCAGCTTATTACCGACGAATGGTTTGAACTTCATGGAGATCGCTGTGGTTCAGATGATCAGGCTCTTATAGGAGGTATTGGGTCTATTGATAGCCAAAGTGTCATCCTTATAGGACATCAAAAAGGACGAGATACAAAAGAAAATGTTGCTCGTAACTTCGGTATGGCTTCACCTGGGGGGTATCGTAAAGCATTACGTTTAATGAATCATGCAGATCGTTTTGGTCTACCTATTATTTGTTTTATTGATACTCCAGGAGCTTATGCAGGTCTAGTTGCTGAACAGCAAGGTCAAGGTGAGGCTATTGCTGTCAATCTTAGAGAAATGTTTCGTTTTAGAGTGCCCATTATAGCTATAGTGATTGGCGAAGGAGGTTCAGGAGGTGCATTAGGTATAGGTGTAGCGGACCGCTTATTAATCTTTGAGAATAGCATCTATACGGTTGCAAGCCCTGAGGCTTGTTCTTCAATCCTTTGGCGAGACTCTACTAAATCATCTGAAGCAGCTGCAGCCCTTAAGATCACAGGTCCTGACTTATTACGATTAGGATTAATAGATGCTATATTGGCTGAACCTTCTGGAGGAAACCACTGGGCACCGTTACAAGCAGCAGAAACATTAAAAGTTGCTCTAATTAATCATCTGCATGATTTACGAAGTCTTACTAGTGGTGAGTTAATTAAAAAACGTTACCGAAAATTCCGTCGCATGGGTCTTTTTTTAGAAGCGGATGTTAATACTTCTGACTTAACTGTCGACTTGTAAAATCCTTTCACAAATAAGGAATTCTTTGGCAACAGTTCTTATAACGGGATCCTCTCGCGGAATTGGTGCAACTGCGGCTCGCCAGTTTGCTCTAGCCGGATGGGATCTTCTTTTAGTGGCACGAAATGATCATGATTTGGCCGATCTCGCGATTGATTTAAGAAAGTTAGGGCGCAAAGTTGAAACAGCTAGCATTGATCTTGCGTCTTCATATGATATCGCTCCATCTTTAGCCGAATTACTAGAACGTGGTCTTACACCACAAGTAGTTGTCAATAATGCGGGGGCTGCTTCCACAGGTTCTCTTACTGAAATGACATTGGATGAATGGCAATGGCTACTTCAATTAAATCTGACAAGTATTTTCCAAATTTCTAAAGTTATAATTCCTATCTTCCGACTTAATGGAGGTGGACTTATTATCAATGTTAGCAGTCATGCTGCACGTAAAGTATTTCCCAATTGGGGGGCGTACTGTACTGCCAAGTCTGCACTTGAAATGTTGACGCGTTGTATTGCAGAAGAGGAAAGAGATTATGGTATTCGTGCCTGCACCCTTACTCTTGGGGCAGTCGACAGCCCCCTCTGGGAAACAAATACTGTCTGCGGCAACTTTGATCGTCGTGCCATGCTTCCTCTTGAGCAAGCTGCGGCAGCTTTGGTCTACATGGCACAACAATCTCCAACCCAGGTAGTCGAGGATCTTACCCTCATGCCTGCTACTGGCGCTCTTTAAGCTAACCCATGACTTCTACCTTGCCAACCACATTTAATAGTTTAGAGAATACTTTTGACACAGGTCCCGTACCTATTAGTACTCGTTTACGACACCGTCTTCAACAGGCAGGTGCTTCTTTTTTAGCTAATGATAACTTAGCAGAGTACTTACAAGAAGGAGAGCTTGACCAACTAGAATTAGAAGTTGCAGGTAAAGTACGTGAACTTCTACGGAGTTTAGTAATTGATATTGACAATGATCACAATACGGAGGAAACAGCTGAAAGAGTTGCACGTATGTACCTACACGAAGTCTTCAAAGGAAGATATCATAAGCAACCCAAAATAGCTAGTTTTCCGAATGTCAAGGAATTGGACGAAATTTATACAGTTGGTCCTATTAGTGTACGTTCAGCTTGCTCTCATCATTTAGTTCCGATACTTGGAAATTGTTGGGTAGGTATTAAGCCTGGAGAGCGAGTAATAGGCTTGTCTAAATTCGCACGCATTGCTGATTGGGTTTTCTCTCGTCCTCACATTCAAGAGGAGGCGGTTATGATACTTGCAGACGAAATTGAAAAACTATGCGAACCCAAAGGTCTAGGGATTGTAGTGAAAGCTCAACATTACTGTATGAAATGGCGAGGCGTAAAAGAACCTCAAACTAGTATGGTTAATTCGGTAGTACGTGGCGCTTTCCGCCATGATCCTAGTTTAAAACAAGAATTTTTCGAACTAATTCGCCAACAAGAATCATTACTATAAAATAAAGTATGATGAAGAGTTAAATATATATCATGATATATATTTAACTCTCAGGTCGTATTGAGGTTAGTTTAATAAAGCTAAAGATACCTTAGACTTAGATGAAGGTTATCTATTGATCTATTGAGTTTTGAGAAAGTATTAGATTCGGAGATATGCTTCTAGGGAAACTTCAATCATTGTATCAATAGTTAATATTGTTGTTGCAGAATCACACTTTTTTCATGTTAGTCTCTTTATTTCTTCGATTAATTATCTATCCGAACCCAAAAAGATGAGTCTATTTCGTATCCTAAGGCACGTGCCATTTTGATCATTGCGCTTCTTGCACTGAGTCCATAATTCATACTCCATCTATCTAAAAGAAGTAGACGATGAGTCATCCATAATTCTAGGCTTTCTGATCCGAATCTAATTCCATCTTGTTGTGAGAACTGATGAGGGAGTAACATTGTCACATGCCGAACTAACTGTCCTGTACTATGTTCTAAGATAAGGGGTAACCAAGGGTAGGCTGCGTCAGCATGCAAGGACCATAATCTAATATCAGGATATTCCGAAAGTTCTCTTGGATCTGATTCTGAACGAGTTTTATTAAATTCAAGATTTACTATAGGTCCTGTATTAATGATATCCTCGACAGAGGTATTCGCCCAGGAATCAAGAGGTGTTAAATTTAGCTCTTTAATGCACTGTTGTGGAATAACTACAGTGGAAGGTCTAAGATTCATATCCAAAGATATCTTGATGGTCGACATCAAGATGTAACAGGGCAGCCGACCGGTCTAGACCAAATGCCTCTAGGCGACAAGAATGGTCTTGAAGTTTGCTGTTCAAGCTTACTATGACTACATCATTAAGCCAAGCTGAAATTTTGATTGCGCTTGTTGTAGCAGCGCATGCTGGAATTCTGGCAGTTCGACTCTCTGTTAGCCTGTATCGTGCTTAATGTTTAGGTTAAGGGTTTGGAAGATAACTTCCAAACCCTATTTACTTTAGATGAATTCTGACAAGCTACTACACTTTAAATTAAGAGTAGAAAATAAAAAATCTGATAGCGTAATTTTTCACTAATAAAATACGCACTCACTATGGAGGTTAAGCAATTTAGAAAGAAAGACCTAACTTCAAGAATATTTAAGATAACAATTAAACTCGGTCTAAATACTATTCTCGCCATTAAACTACTGCAATTGGTTAATATCTCAGTGCATATGATTGAACACCAAAATTCAATTATTTCTTTAGTTAAATCTCAGCTAGTTAAATTGAATCAAATGACAGGACGTGTTGATCATCTATTTTCCGTAGATAGCAGAGACTATATACTTCGGGAGCACAGAGAATGGATTGAAAATAATCATGTTCGAATTGTTTGGACTACCACTGCACCATTTCCTTCTGTTGAGTAAAAGTAAGACTTGTCACCAAATCATTCACTCTTCCTATGTTTGAGTCTTTCCAAGATTGATTTTGTAGAATGGTAAGTAAAGTTTCAAATCGTGGTACTGTCTTAATCACTGGTACATCGTCGGGAGTTGGATTATATAGCGTCAAGGCGCTAGTATCGAAAGGATGGCATGTTGTCTCAGCTTCAAGAGATATTGAGAAAACCAAGGTTGCAATGGATGCTCTTCGGATTAATAGTGACCAAGTAACACACGTGCAAATAGATCTTGGAGACTTGGAAAGTGTTAAGGCTTGCGCTCGAGAGGTTCAAGGCTTAACATCTTCTCTTGATGCACTTGTTTGTAATGCAGCTGTCTATTTACCTCGTCTCAAAGATCCAATAATCTCCCCTCAAGGTTACGAAATCTCAATGGCTACCAACCATTTGGGTCATTTTCTCCTTATACAATTATTACTATCAAAAATTAAAGATAGTACTCATCATTCTCGTAGAGTAATTATACTAGGAACAGTAACAGCAAACTCAAAAGAGCTAGGAGGGAAAATACCTATACCTGCTCCGGCTGATCTAGGCGATCTATCAGGATTTGAGGCCGGGTTCCAATTTCCTGTGACCATGGCTAATGGGAAAAAGTTTAAACCTGGCAAAGCTTACAAAGATAGCAAGTTATGCAATATGATAACCGTGCGTGAATTACATCGTCGGTTACATCAATCTACTAATATTGTTTTCTCCTCTCTGTATCCAGGTTGTGTAGCAGATACGCCTCTTTTTCGGAATACACCAAAGGCCTTTCAGGCTATATTCCCTTGGTTCCAAAAAAATATTACTAGTGGATACGTGAGTCAAGAGCTTGCCGGTGAACGGGTAGCAGATGTAGTTATGAGCCCTACTTTTGCGCAGTCCGGTGTTCATTGGAGTTGGGGAAACCGCCAACGAAAAGATGGTAAACAGTTTATACAAGAGCTCTCTAATCAAGCTAGCGATGAAGTCACAACTAAGAAAGTATGGGATTTGTCCATGAATCTCGTAAATATTTAAAAGTGTAGAAAGTAGTCTAGTCGTACCCTAGTAGGTCAAATATTTCACGATCTTTCAATGGCTCTGCACTTAATGGCTCTACATCATCTAGTAAACGTTGAGCAAGATTAAGATACTCTTGCTGTACTGCAATTACTTCATCACTTTCATCTTCCATCTCAAAAATGGTGCACTTCTTAAGTCGAGAGCGGCGAATCGCGTCAACGGCTTTGAAGTGCGCCATTGTACGTAAACCTGTCCGAACGTTAAATCGATCAATCTGGTCGGTATCCTCTGAGCGGTTAGCAATGACACCACCTAGCCGGACCTTATAATTCTTTGCTTTTGCATTGATTGCTTGAACGATGCGATTCATCGCAAAAATGGAATCAAAGTCATTAGCGGTTACTATTAAACAGTAGTGTGCGTGCTGTAACGGTGCGGCAAAACCTCCACATACCACATCGCCAAGTACATCAAAGATTACGACATCAGTGTCTTCTAGAAGGTGATGCTCTTTGAGTAACTTTACTGTCTGTCCAGTCACATAACCGCCACAGCCTGTACCAGCAGGAGGACCGCCCGACTCTACACACATTACGCCATTAAATCCCTCAAATACATAGTCCTCAGGTCTAAGTTCTTCTGTATGAAAGTCAACTGTCTCGAGAATGTCTATAACTGTGGGCACCATTCTCCTTGTAAGGGTGAAAGTGCTATCGTGCTTAGGATCACATCCTATTTGAAGTACCCGCTTACCTAATTTGGAAAATGCGGCTGACAGATTAGAGGAAGTGGTTGATTTGCCAATCCCTCCTTTACCATAAACGGCAATAACTAAAGCACCCTCCTCAATTCGAACTGTGGGATCTTGATGGACCTGCAAACTTCCTTCTCCATCAGGTCTAAATGCAGTCATGGCAACCTCCTTACCGACCAAGCGGCACAATAACTTTTCAAGAACATGATTGACTCACTTAGCTAAAGAAAAGATTAGGTCATATGGAAATTAAAAAGGAATCAGTAGCAAAATATAATTCACAACCTGCAGTATTCAACAAACTTGTTTAAAAAGATCAACGCTATCGATTGTAATGAGCTTTTGCTTCATATAGTACTTCGTCGCTAATTTCTGAAATTCCTCGTTCACGAGCAAACGCTTCTGTATTCTTACGGACTTTTCCTCGTACAAAAAAGGGAATACGAGATAACTCTAGTTCGCCGCTAGAAGTCCACATTAACTCTTCGGCCGAATTCGAGGAGTTCTTAGTAGTCTGAACAGTAGTCTTGAGACCTTGATCAGGCGCAGTTGCTCCTTCCAAATGACTAAGATGACCATCTACAAATTCAAAATCATGTCGGAACATACCAATTAAATGCTCTTCCAATCCCATCATTAGTGGATGAACCCAAGAATCAAAAATCACGCTTGCACCTTCCCATCCCATCTGAGGAGAATAGCGTGCAGGTACATCTTGGACGTGGAGTGGAGCTGATATAACAGCACATGGAATACCAAGGCGTTTCGCACTATGACGTTCCATCTGTGTGCCTAGAACGAGTTCTGGCGCTGCTTCTGCCATTGCTTGTTCAACTAGTAAATAATTATCAGTTATTAGCGCTTCTAAACCAAATTCTTTTGCTGCCGACCGTACTTCTCTAGCTAATTCTCTGGAGTACGTTCCCAATCCAACTACTTGAAAACCTAACTCTTTAGATGCTACTCGTGCCGCTGCTATTGCGTGAGTGGCATCTCCAAAGATGAAGACCCTTTTACCAGTAAGATAAGTGGAATCGACGGATTGAGAATACCATGGCATCCTTGAAGATTGCTGAATATTATTTACCAATGGTATACTTAAATCGAGCAAAGTACAAACTTCTTCTATAAATGCTTGAGTAGCGCCAATACCAATAGGTATTGTACGAACGGTATGCATTCCAAAATTGCGCTCAAGCCAATTGCAAAGCGGAGCTGCTACTTCAGGATATAAACATATATTTAAATCACCCAGAGGTAGTCGCATTAAGTCGCTTGGTTTTGCACCTAACGGAGCTACCACGTTAACTTCTATACCAAGGCTAGCTAGTAATATGGTAATCTCGCGAATATCATCACGACAACGAAAACCTAAAAGAGACGGTCCGAGTAAATTTACTCGTGGACGTCTCTTTTCTACTCTCCACTGACTTGGCTTTTGCTTTTTCGAATATGGCAATTCTGACTTCAGTAATGTACGTACTAACTGATAAAATGTTTCTGCCGCACCCCAATTTTCTTTTTTTGAATAAGCTGGTAAATCAAGAGTTACAACTGGTATTCCCAAGTTCATACCACTTGCCAAGGCACCAGGTTGATCTTGTATAAGTTCGGCGGTACAACTTTCCCCGACTAACAGCGTTTCAGGTTGAAAACGGTCTACAGCTTCAGCGATTGAACGCTTCACAAGATCTGCAGTGTCTCCACCAAGATCTCTAGCTTGAAAAGTAGTATAGGTTACTGGAGGTCGTCGATCCGACCTCTCAATCATAGTAAAGAGAAGGTCGGCATAAGTATCACCTTGGGGTGCATGAAGAATATAATGTAGTCCTTCCATAGATGTGGCAATTCTCATTGCCCCCACGTGTGGAGGTCCTTCATAAGTCCAAAGAGTAAGTTCCATAACCTCAGGTTTTAAGGTTCAGATTATTCCCATCGAAGCAAAGATCGACGGGAGAGGGGACGAGTAAAAAGTTCTGCTAAATCTGCAGCTTGATCGCAGCCATGAATTGGGCTAAACACTAACTCTATTGACCATTTAGTGGTGATTCCTTCCGCTTCTAGTGGGTTTGCTAATCCCATACCACATACCACCAAGTCTGGAAAACTACTTCGTACTCTTTCTAGCTGGTATTCTACATGCTGACCTTCGCTGATCACCGTATTTTCAGGTAACAAAGCTAGTTCAGGCGCCATAATTTGACGATCTAAGTATGGTACCCCAACTTCGACCAAGTTCATTCCACATTCACGACAAAGAAAACGCGCCAAAGGGATTTCTAATTGAGAGTCTGGTAAGAAAAAGATGCGCTTGCCCTGAAGCTGTTGTCGAAATGGTGCCAATGCTATCCGGCCTCTATTAACTAGTGGTGAGATGACTTGTTCAACTTGATGCGTATTGACCCCAAAAGCTTTTGCAGCTTCCATCATCCACTGAGCACTACCTTCAACACCTAAAGGATATATACTATTAATTAGTTTTGCACCTTTACTTATTAACGCACGAGCAGTAACGGAGAGGAATGGCTGCGCGAGTAGTATGCGAGTTCCTTTTCCAATAGGTGGTAAATCGGTTGAAATGCGGGGGGGAAGGCTGTGTACGTTACTAATTCCGAAACGATGGAATAGTTTTTTAAATCGTTCTTCGACTCCATCAGCTAAAGTACCTACAATTAATAATTGGTCCTCATCACTACTGGGTAAAAGTGGGACCATAGAATGTAATGCCTGATCTTCTCCCTCGGTAAAAGTGGTCTCGATACCGCTTCCTGAGTAATTTAGCACTCTAACGCTACCATTATATCGAGTATTGAGACGCTCGGCAGCTTTTCCTAAGTCAAGCTTAATCACTTCGCTTGGACAAGATCCAACTAAGAAAAGAGTTCGAATCTCAGGTCGCCGGCTCAGTAAGTCACCAACAACCCTATCTAGTTCTTCATTAGCATCTGCTATACCTGCTAAGTCTCGTTCACCCAGAATTGCTGTGCCAAATCTAGGCTCAGCAAATATCATAACTCCTGCAGCTGACTGAATGAGATGTGCACATGTACGAGATCCAACAACTAAAAAAAAGGCATCCGGCATTCGCCGATGCAGCCAAACAATTGACGTAAGACCACAAAATACTTCACGTTGCCCATTTTCCTTACGCACATTGGGTAAGGAAGGAAAATTAATACCAGATTGAACCGGCGATACAGTCATCGGCGCGGTTATGCGGCTAACACTCCCCACACTGAAGGGAAATGTTGATTCTTTGCAAGATTCTTCAAATGTTTTTGAGATAAAATATCACAATACGCTAAAGTCAAAGTAGTGTTGTACCTTGATAATATCTACACTGTAGCTTCTTCTTCGTTGCTCATCTGAGATCCAGGCCTATAATGACCAGACTTGAACCACCTTATGCAGTAACAGAATAGCCCTGATTTTCTGAATATACACTTATTAACAGATGTTGGTCTGTCTTCGTTGTTTCTTGACTAACGGGATTGAATTGATTAAACATTTATTGATGCTCCCTATCGTTAGGGAACAGTACACTCCCGGGACAAAGGCTTTTTTTATCGCCCTCCCGCCTATAGCGGACATGAGCAAAATCACTAGCTTCGACGACGATGCCAACCAGCGACGAAGAAGCCTGACAATTACTGGTACAAATTTGTCAGGGAAAAGCTCAGGTGCCAGTTGTGTAATTACAACTGACAGTGAGGGTATGAGAATAGCTCGTCAGTCGAGCAACGTTCAATCAATAGAACTACGGACTTACGTCTTTCTGGATTCACTGCAGCCTCAATTAGCAGCCTATATGGGAACGGTATCCCAAGGATTTTTACCTATTCCCGGCGACGCTTGCTTATGGATGGAGGTATCTCCAGGAATGGCTGTACATAGAGTTACAGATATTGCGTTGAAAGCGAGTACAGTCCGACTAGGACAAATGATCGTTGAAAGAGCTTTTGGCTCTTTAGCTATTTATCATAGAGACCAGAGTAACGTCCTGCACTCAGGCGATGTAATTCTAGATGCTATAGGTAGCAATGCTGATCAGCGTAGCCGCTGTGAGGTCAGCTGGACTGAGATAATACGGGCCATCACGCCAGACCACGCAGTACTGATTAACCGGCAAAATAGAAGGGGTTCTATGATACAAGCCGGTATGAGCATGTTTATACTGGAGACAGAGCCAGCCGGTTACGTGTTGATTGCTGCAAATGAAGCAGAAAAAGCATCCAATATAACAGTTGTAGATGTAAGAGGAGTGGGCGCATTTGGTCGACTCACCCTGGCTGGAAGAGAAGGCGATGTCGAAGAAGCTGCTGCTGCTGCCATGCGTGCTATCGCACTAATTAATCGTTAAGATACTATTTATTTCAAGAAAGGCAGCATTTTAAATTTCTTACTATTGCTTTAGTAGCCTTACCACGACTTCCAATCTTATTCTTAACGTGCTCAGGCATACGTGCATAAGTCATTCCAGCTTCTTTCACCCAGAATATAGAATCATATCCTGGACCAACTCCAGATGGGGCTTCTAGAATTTCTCCTTTACAAATACCTTGAGATTCAATAATAGTTTGTCCTATAGGATTGGCTAAGCTAATGAATGTATTAAAGCTAGCACTACGGTAATAGTTCCCTTTCAACTCGTTCAAAATTCTATTTATTTTCTGATTGTCATCCGGGGCATACCGAGCTGAGTAAATTCCAGGAGCACCTCCTAGGGCATCTATCTCCAAGCCTGAATCATCGGCCAAGGTCCAATATCCTGTGAGCTTAGCAACGGTGATAGCCTTCATCCTAGCATTCTCTAAGTAAGTAGAGCCGCTCTCCTCAACATTTAACCCTTCTGGTTGACAGGATATTTCAATATCTAATTCTCTGAATACTTTCTTCAATTCCTTTACCTTATGTGAGTTGCCAGTCGCTAACATTAATATTTTATTATTCTGGTTCATTTTTATAAACACTGATAAACTCTACGATTATCAACTCTGAAAATCATTGATCTGCGTATACATAGGACAGTTCAAGGATGGGTTGGCTTATTTTGTAATCCTATCTTAAGATAACATGTGATAAATTTTTTAAGAATATAGCTGGATTCTGAATGCTTGAAGCTTTACATTAAATTACAATTCAGAATTGGGTAAATATGAAGGTCTATAGTCTTTGTAAAGTCCCAAATACCTAAATTCAGATAGTATCCGCTCAATGATGTTGAAGGACTTTAGAAGCAACAAGCCCATAAAAAAACATCTAAAAATCTTGTCATGCGGTATCCCGGCAATCATCCATCAGAATCTCTTATATGCGTAAGTACGGACAGTGATTGCGAAAAGCTTTTTCAGAGCTTGACGGGAAGGGAGCAGCCGGCCCATTGTTTCGAGTGAACCTTCCACCCTTCTCAGGTAGGCAATGGCTAACGAAACCATGGGCATCGCCCTCGGCATGATTGAGACCCGCGGTCTTGTCCCAGCAATTGAAGCTGCTGATGCGATGACAAAAGCGGCAGAAGTGCGCCTAATCGGTCGCGAATTTGTTGGCGGTGGCTACGTAACTGTAATGGTACGTGGTGAAACTGGTGCTGTAAATGCTGCTGTTCGGGCTGGTGCTGATGCCTGCGAGCGGGTAGGCGATGGTCTTGTAGCTGCTCATATAATTGCCCGTCCTCACCGTGAGGTGGAACCTGCACTTGGTGGTAGCAACTTTGCTGGTCAAAAGGACTAAAGCTTGACGCGCACGCTAATTAGAAAGCGCTCACCCTTTTAAATCCTTACCTGACTTAAACGGAGTTTTTCCCCAATGAGCAAAAAGTACGACGCCGGGGTCAAAGAGTACAGAGACACTTACTGGACTCCTGACTATATCCCCCTAGATACAGACCTGTTAGCTTGCTTCAAGTGTACTGGTCAAGAAGGGGTACCTCGTGAGGAAGTAGCAGCTGCAGTAGCAGCTGAATCCTCTACTGGTACTTGGTCTACTGTATGGTCTGAGCTTTTAACTGACTTAGATTTTTATAAAGGCCGTTGCTATCGGATTGAAGAAGTACCTAACGATAAAGAGTCGTTCTACGCTTTTATAGCCTACCCCCTAGATCTATTTGAAGAAGGTTCGATTACGAACGTACTTACTTCATTGGTAGGTAACGTATTTGGTTTCAAAGCCTTACGTCATTTGCGTCTCGAAGATATTCGCTTCCCATTAGCGTTTATCAAGACATGCGGAGGACCTCCTAACGGTATCCAGGTCGAGCGCGATCGTATGAATAAGTACGGTCGACCACTACTCGGTTGTACCATTAAGCCCAAGCTAGGTCTTTCTGGTAAGAACTACGGACGTGTAGTTTACGAGTGTTTGCGTGGAGGACTTGACTTCACGAAAGATGATGAAAATATCAACTCACAGCCTTTCCAGCGCTGGCAAAACCGATTTGAGTTTGTAGCTGAAGCTGTTAAAGCCGCTGAGCAAGAGACCGGCGAGCGTAAAGGTCACTATCTGAACTGTACAGCAAATACACCTGAAGAGATGTATGAGCGGGCTGAGTTCGCTAAAGAGCTCAATCAGCCCATCGTCATGCATGACTTCATCACAGGTGGTTTCACTGCTAACACTGGTTTAGCTAGGTGGTGTCGTAAGAATGGTATTCTTCTACACATTCACCGCGCAATGCACGCGGTAATTGACCGACATCCTAAGCATGGTATACACTTCCGTGTACTTGCAAAATGCTTGCGTCTATCCGGTGGAGACCAGCTCCATACTGGTACAGTAGTAGGTAAGCTTGAGGGTGACCGTCAAACAACATTAGGTTATATCGATCAACTTCGGGAATCTTTTGTTCCTGAAGATCGCAGTCGCGGTAACTTCTTTGATCAAGATTGGGGCTCCATGCCTGGAGTCTTTGCTGTTGCTTCGGGTGGTATCCACGTATGGCACATGCCTGCGCTGGTTGCGATCTTTGGTGACGATTCAGTACTGCAGTTTGGTGGTGGTACACACGGACATCCTTGGGGATCTGCCGCAGGTGCTGCTGCTAACCGAGTAGCACTTGAAGCTTGCGTGAAGGCTCGTAACGCTGGTCGCGAGATAGAGAAGGAAAGTCGTGATATCCTGCTCGAAGCAGCTAAGCATAGTCCTGAGCTAGCTATTGCGCTCGAGACTTGGAAGGAAATTAAGTTTGAATTCGATACCGTTGATAAGCTCGACGTTCGGTAATTTTTTATGGATATGATTTCGTAACTTTGTGATCTTACGAAATCATATCCATAAAAATCACTATTGTAATCGCAACAACCTCGGTACAAAAGCCGATTTACACTCTCTTAACAAAGGATCCACATGCCCTTCATGAGCACCGTGGGTGACTACCAAACAGTCGCCACTCTGGAGACCTTCGGCTTCCTTCCGCCGATGACCCAGGACGAGATTTATGACCAAATTGCTTATATCATAGCTCAGGGCTGGAGTCCTCTCGTTGAGCACGCTCACCCTAGCCGTTCCATGGCTACTTATTGGTCTTACTGGAAACTGCCTTTCTTTGGCGAAAAAGATTTAGGCGTAATCGTTAGTGAGCTTGAAGCTTGCCATAGAGCTTATCCTGATCATCATGTGCGCTTAGTGGGCTATGACGCATATATCCAAAGTCAGGGTGCTTGCTTCGTAGTATTTGAAGCTCGTTAAGAGTTTATTTTTTCTTGGGGCTCGAGTAAAATAATCTTGAGCCCCAAATTTTACTCAAAGACAGTTTCCGGAAGTAAGAATCTTTTGACTTGCTTACGTCTTCACAAGTAAGTCAAAGCAGTGAATCGTTTTCCGGAACACTTCACACGATCTGAACAGTTTTTCATCGGGCGGACATGGCAAGTACTTCCAGTCGAGAGGCTGCTCTTGAGCGTCGTAAAGCTCTTACTACGGCAGGCAAAAAAGCTACAAAACAGTACACTGCCAGCCCAAACCGTGTGCGCAGTGCAGCTGATGCACGACCTAGCCGTACTTCAGCCAAAGCTCCTGAAATCAAGCCCTCAATATCTGTGAAGGGCTCGTCGTCTTTAGGACGCAGTACAGGACACAGTACACCATCCTTACCGTCCCTTGGAAGAGCTAGCTCTGAAAAGTCTGTCAGCAGCAGGAGCGCAAAGCCACGCAACAACCCAAGTAGAGAGCTAGTCTTGGCACGGCGTGAAGCTCTCTCACGTCGTGGGAAGAAAGCTGATCACAGCAAGGACAGAACACGCACTGAGGTTTTCGTAGCTGAACAGAAAACTAAGCGCATTGCAGTTACGAGTCAGGATAGACCAGCAGCCAAAAGCAATAAACCTCTAAATATAAAAGTTTCATCTGCGCCTACTATATCTAGCGCTAATGCTTCTAGCGAGCGACGTGCTACTTCTTCAAACCGGAAAAGCATACTAAACAATAGCCGCGCTTTGGTGTTAGCTCGTAGAGAAGCTCAATCTAAGCATGGTAAGCTAGCAAAAAAATCTAGTAACAGTTCGGCAGCAGTAGCTCGTCAAGGTAATCCTGATCTTACAAGCCGTGAACTGTCTCAAAGAGTTCGAGAATTAAAAAGCAAGAATGGCGCTAGTGGTACATCACGTAACGGCGGTGGTACCACTCGTCCAACTGGACCACGCCGCGGGAGTAATAAATTAGCTGAAAGTATCGATGCTCATTGGAAAGTTGGTATTAGTGAGACCAGTCGTGGACAGCTAGTTACTGGTACTCAAACCAACCGTTCGTTAAAGACTACAGGCAACGAAGCTAGTACATGTCGGACGATTACCGGGACTGAATACCTCGGATCAGAGATATTTCGTGATTTCTGCAAATCTGAACCTACGATCACTCAGCCCCAAAAAGTAGCCATTACAGCGACGAGTCATGGTAACAAGGTAACTGGTAACAAGGTAGGACGTTCTACTAAGGTTACAGGTGATGAGCCTGGTACCTGCAAGAATATAACTGGAACTGAATATATTTCGGCAGATCAAGCAAACCAATATTGTGGAGGTATACTTCCTTCCAGCCGTAAAGTAGGTCATAGTCAAACGTTTGGTGGGCATCAAGTCTCAGGAGTTATGGTCGGTGCTTCTCAGAAGGTAACGGGAAGCGAAGTAGGTGCTACCAAACAACTTACTGGGGATCAGTACCTAGGAACAGAGCCTGTTACTTCTGGGCGAGTTCCAACTAAAGTAAGTTCTTTACATACACTGAAGGGTACAAGTGTAACAGGTACTTATGTTGGACGTAGTGAGTACGTAACAGGAGATGAACCCGGAGCATGTCGTCGCATTACAGGTGACGAATACATTGGGTCTCAGCAATATCAGCAATTTTGCAGTGCAAAACCTGCACCGGAAGCAGCTAAAGTAGGATTTAGCCTTACGAATAAAGCCAAGATTATCAGTGGTACACGAACAGGTCGTTCGGAAAAAGTAACAGGAGATGAACCGGGAACCTGTAAGGCTGTTACCGGTACACCTTATGCTGGCTTAGAACAAGCAGATGGCTGGTGCCGTTCGAATCAAATCAATGCAATTCGCCAGCGAACTACGGCTAACATAGGTGCATCTGGAGCTCAGCTTAGCGGTTTACAACCGGGCATCGGAGGTGTAATGACAGGTGCAGAAAAGGGAGCATGTGAGCCAATTACAGGTACACCTTATTTTGGCTCTAACCAGCTAAATGCTACTTGTGGAGCTGCGACAAATGCCAATGCTGACTATCCTCAGCCTCTAGCTGTAGCACCCTGGCAGCAGTTTAGCATTCAACTCCCATCACCTGCAAGGTTGGCACAGTCCAAAGCACGTACGGTAACGGGAACGAGTTATGAGCAGGGATCAAAAATCACAGGGCCATTTGATATGGCTGGAGGGAAAGTTACAGGGACTGAACAGTTTCGATTTGATCGTCGAAGCACAAAATCACGTCCCATGCCTAAATTAGAGGCTATTGATAATAGCACTAAGTCATCTCTCCCTATATCGCGTGTAACCGGTGAAGGGATTTCTGCTGGTTTGAGAATAACTGGAGACGATTGGGATCGTGGTGATCATGTTACCGGTACAGAAGGGGCTTCAGCTCGACGTAGAAATCCTACTCGTCCCGGTCCGATGGGTGCAATGACAACTTTCCAATCAAAAAGAAATTCGGAACTTGAACAGCCTATAAGTAGAGTTACAGGATCAAGCGGTAATACTAATAAGGGTTCGTTAATTACCGTTTCTGGCGGTGCACGTGGTTAATTTAAATAATGATTGATCACTCATCAGTACCTAAGACGACCAGAAACTGCATTAAACGAGCTCCAAGTCGTCGATTTGAAAGTGGAATTAATTCTCAAGTTATGATAAAAGATGACGTGGATAAAAATGGTCAAACAACATACAATGTGATACCAAATGCACCAAAGACGAGTAAATCACAGTTACACCCACTCACAAGTGGAGTTGACAACAAGTTGCTAAGAGGATATGAAATAGATATAAAAGGGCGATTTGATCGTATAGTCCCAACTCTTAAAAGGCTTTCCACTTTTCAACGTGAGCCGGATTTTCTCGCTAAGACTGACAGTTTAACTAAAACTGAGCTCGGCTTTGGCATGCCATTGCCAATTCTGGAAAAGGCCTGGGTCAAAGGCATTGATATGCAAAGCCTCTTTGCTTGGTCTATTTTCGAGGCTTATCAGCAAATTAGTAATGATTTCTTCCGTTGTGACCCTTTGGTTGGGGCAAGTGGAAGTATGCGAGCAAAATTCTTTGAGGCTTTCTTACTGGAATGTGGATTTCACTTACTCGATATAACACCTTGTGCTGATGGACGCTTAGCACATACTGTTGCATACGCACTAAGGTTACCTTTTAGTGCGGTCAGACGGCGTTCTCATGCAGGTGCTTTATTTGATGTTGAAAATACCGTTAATAGATGGGTCAAAACAGAACATTTACGTTATCGTGAAGCAAAACCGAACCCTGCTCTGTCTCCAACTCGATACTTAAAAATTGTACTATATCATTTTAGCTCTTCCGATCCTAATCACAAGGGATGTGCAGCTCACGGTAGTAGTGCCAAAGATGCGGCCTCTGCAGGTTTAGCTCGCCTTAATGATTTTCGACAAGCTATTGAAAATAGTTTTTGTTGTGGCGCTTCTGTAGATTTATTATTAATTGGCATTGATACAGATACAGATTCAATTCGCATTCATATTCCAGGAGTCAATGGTCAAACAGATTTAAATACCTGGCTGGATGTTAGAGATGTATACGAAGCAACATCTAATATGATGGTTGATACGGCTCGAAAAACTATAATCTCAATGGTTAATCAAGCGGCATCTGCAGGCTTACCTGATAAAGGAATGGTTAAGTTTATTTCTTACCTTATAGAAAATAATATCTCGCAGATTGACTATGTTAAACAATTTCATCAGGCTGGATACGCAGATCTGGACCACGCAGAGAGGTTCATAGGAGTAGGTATTGGCTTTAAAGAAATTCATTTACGAAATCTCACTTATTTTGCTCATTTAGATACTGTTGAGGAAGGAGCTCCTGATCTTGATGTAGGAATAAAGATTTTCACAGGCCTGAATGTGTCCAGGGACTTACCAATACCCATAGTTGTTCGTTTTGATTATCATAGTAATGTTCCAGGAGCGAGAGAAAGGGCTATAAAAGATTGTCAACGAGTCGAGAGAGCTATTCAGGAACGTTACCAAAAATTGTATAATGATGGAATGCTTCATATTTTGCTTACTGTTAGAGATAGAGATCAACATAGTCCACCTGAGTCCGTTAAATCCACTATAAAGCTGGAAGTAGGAGGTGGTCATTGAGATGTTAATATGTAAAGTTCTCAAGCCATTGGTATCGACAAATAGAATACCTGACTTTGAACACAAACATTTGCAGATAGTTCTAGATGGTAGCTCTAAAAAAGTAGCTGTGGATGCTGTTGGTTGTGTCCCGGGGGACTGGGTAATATGCGTAGGCAGCTCTGCAGCTAGAGAGGCCGCTGGCAGTAAGTCTTATCCTAGCGATTTAACAATTGTTGGGATTATAGATTATTGGGATCCTCAAACGGGTAGGTCCCAATCAACAATAACCTCATCATCGAAAGCGACAAATTTAGGAGATAAGTAATAATGGAGATTATGCAAGTTGTAGGATCATTAGTGTGTACTCAAAGAGTAGATGGGTTGAGTCATATGAATTTACGAATATTACGTAATGAGAAAGGGAAACAAATGATAGCTGTTGACCCAGTTGGAGCAAATGAAGGAAACTGGGTGTTTACATCTAGTGGCTCAGCAGCTCGCTTTGCTTGTGTTGACCCTGCAACTTTTACAGATTTAACCATTGGCGGTATTATCGATAACTGGCCATTAGATGATCTATAAAATGAATAACAACTAAATTTAGGCGACTGAGCATGTATTTTGTTATGCTAAGTATGTTTGATCAGCCTTAAATCTAGAGCCTAAAAATCACAATTATCACAAAACACCATCATGATTAATGCTCTTCATCCTCGCATACTCGGTTACTTAGGACGTGCATTGAGTCTTGAATTATCAGCGGTACAACAATATATGACACAGGCCTCTCTTGTTACTCTATGGGGCGAGCAAGAAGCAGCACAAAGATTCCGCAATGAAACTGTGGAAGAAATGCAGCATGCGGAAAAAATTGTCCAACGTATGTTGGAATTAGGTGTTATTCCAGCAGCATCTCAACTTCGGCCTGTAACTATTTCCTCTGATCTTATTGGTTTACTTAAACAAAACATTGATCTGGAAAGTGACCTGATTAATCATTACGATGAAGCGGTAAACTTTTGCAGATCGATTGGAGATACGATTAGTATTGAATTTTTTCGAGATTTACTTAATGACGAAAAGCATCATATGGATGAGCTTAATCAATGGTTGCATAATCTAAAACCATCTTATCCCCAAACCAGCATCCAACGTGCGACTTTCTGACCTTCCCACTTAAAGTTATTTACCGGGCCGGGATCATTTTCACTCTTATCATTCCCTGTGTCTTTGTCTACGGTTTCCTCTCTATCTACACAGTTCATCTGGCTTATACCCATTTATGGGTTTGCGGGAATGATAATCTCGCTTCCTTGGGCAACGGGATGGGTTAAACGTAATGCCCCACGACCGCCAGCCTACCTTAACTTAATTATTAGTTTAGTCGCCTTTGCACATGGTAGCCTGGCGTTCAACGATGTACTACAAACCGGGTCTCATATTATTCAATTTCCTTGGTTGAATCAAGCTGATTTACAGCTTAGCATTATTTTAGACATCTCGCCAACTAATCTAGCCGTACTCGAGTTAATTACAGGCCTGAGCTTTCTATCTCAACTTTACGCGCTTGGCTACTTAGATAAGGAGTGGGCACTGGCCCGTTTCTTTGCCCTGGCAGGGTTTTTTGAAGGAGCGATGTCAGGGGTAGTTCTTAGCGCTTCCCTTTTCCAAAGCTATTTCCTATTGGAAATGCTTACGCTTTCGACTTATCTTTTGGTTGGATTCTGGTATGCTCAACCATTAGTTGTAACCGCAGCACGTGATGCATTCTTAACAAAAAGGGTGGGAGATATCCTTCTATTGATGGGTGTGGTATCTCTTTCGGCATTGGCGGGCGGAATGGATTTTGATAATCTATATAAATGGGCAGATCAAAACACTCTGACAACGCTAACTTCAACCTTGCTCGGTCTAGCATTGATCGCTGGTCCTACAGGAAAATGTGCACAGTTTCCTATGCACTTATGGTTAGATGAGGCAATGGAAGGACCTAATCCTGCATCAATCCTGCGGAATTCTGTGGTTGTTGCAGTTGGTGCGTTGGTTCTTTTGAAACTGATGCCAATCTTGCAATATTCACCTGTAACTATAGCGGTCTTGCTTGCAATCGGTATCATAAGTGCTCTGGGTGGTTCTTTGGTGTCAATTGCTCAAGTTGATATTAAACGCACTTTATCATATTCAACTACAGCTTACCTAGGCTTAGTATTTATTGCTATTGCTCTCCAACAACCATCTCTCGCGCTACTTATCCTTTTTGCTCATGGAGTAGCTAAAGCCTTGTTGTCCATGAGTATAGGTTCTGTGATTGCGGTCTCAAATTGTCAAGATATTACCGAGTTAGGTGGTCTAGCAAATCGAATGCCTGCAACAACATCTGCATATCTTCTAGGAGCTGCTGGGCTAACAGGTCTTATTCCTTTGGGTTGTTTTTGGTGTTTTGGCCTTAGCATTGAGCTTTTTGGTAAACAAGCACCATGGCTTGCAGCAGTTTACCTACTTACCAATACTCTTACGGCATTAAATCTGACGCGTGTATTTAGACAGGTTTTTCTAGGTAATCCTATGACTAAAACTCGTCGGGCAATTGAAGTGAATTGGCAAATGGCTTTGCCAATGGTGATATTAATGGTAATTACCATTTTGACACCTTGGATGATGACGAAGATAGGGATTCTCCCCCCTATTAGTGCTTTTTCTCTAGAGGCTGCGATAGTTGTAGCGATAAGTGGTTTAACTGGCGTAATTATAGGTATTATGCTTCCATTGAATAAAGCATGGTCTCGCTCTATTAAACAGTCCGTTAGATGGTTGCAGGATTTACTAGCTTTTGACTTCTATACTGATCGATTCTATCGACTAACAATAGTAAACATAGTCTCGAGTTTCTCACGCTTAGCTGCTTGGTTTGACACTAATATAGTAAATGGGCTAGTAAATTACATCGGAAGATTTTCTTTAGATTCGGCTGAAGGTTTACGGTTAAGTGTAAGCGGTCGTAGTCAAACTTATATTTTGACGGTTGTAATAACAATTGTGTTCTTATTAGCTTCACTCAGTTGGTTGGCATCTTAAGAACTTATCATGCTTAGTCCTCTTCTCCTGATCCCTTTTTTGGGGGCTATAACATTAATGTTATGGCCTACAAAAATCTCTCCAATGGGTTTACGCAGTATAACTGCTGCATTGTTGTCTATTCAGTTATTGTGGAACTGCGGGATACTACTCTGGTTTGACTCTTCAAGTGGTATCATGCAAATGTCTGAATCCATACCTTGGATCAGTAGTATAGGACTAAATTATGATTTAGCAGTAGATGGATTATCATTACCACTATTGTTTATTAATGGAGGATTAAGCCTGATAGCAACATGGGTTTCAACCGCAGTCACTAATCGTCCACGTCTATATTTTGCTCTATTACTCATAATCACTGGTGCTGTAAACGGCGCATTCCTTGCCCAAAATCTTCTCCTATTCTTCATATTTTATGAGTTGGAGTTAATACCCTTATGGCTTTTAATCGCTATTTGGGGAGGCAAAAATCGCGCTTATGCAGCAACAAAATTCCTTATTTTTACTGCCATATCAGGTATATTGATCCTGGCAGCATTTCTCGGTCTGGCTTTAGCAACTAATAGTGTTGATTTTAGTTTGCGCCCCTTACTGAGTCAGGAATTAAGTATCAGTACGCAGCTAGTACTGATGGGTGCTTTATTGATAGGGTTTGGAATTAAAATTCCTCTATTTCCTTTTCACAATTGGCTGCCAGATGCACATACAGAAGCCTCTACTCCTGTATCAATACTATTGGCAGGCGTACTCCTTAAATTAGGTACCTATGGATTGTTGAGATTTTGTGTTGGATTATTCCCTGAAGCTTGGTACTTGCTGGCTCCGTGGTTAGCAGCTTGGGCCGCTTTATCGATATTATTTGGATCTTTAGCGGCCATTGCTCAGACCGATATGAAGAGGATGGTTGCTTATAGTTCTGTCGGTCATATGGGCTATGTCTTGTTGGCTGCTGCAGCCGCGACACCAGTAAGCTTATTAGGAGCTGAATTTCAGATGATTAGTCATGGACTGATTTCTGGTCTTCTCTTCTTGGTTGTAGGAGTCGTATATAGTACAACGGGTACACGAAATCTAGAGATACTCCGAGGTCTCCTTAATCCACAAAGAGGATTACCTCTAACGGGCTCATTAATGATTCTTGGAGTTATGGCTAGCGCAGGGATACCCGGCATGGCTGGATTCCTCGGTGAGTTTTTGATTTTTCGTGGGAGTCTTCAAACGTTTCCCATAGCGACAATCCTATCTATGGTTGGTTCAGGATTAACAGCCGTATATTTCCTTTTATTAGTGAATCGCGCATTTTTTGGCAGATTAACTATCGCTCCAAGTGGAAATCCTACGGTTTTAAAGGAAGTTTACTTAGTAGATCAAATCCCAGCTCTTAGTCTATGTTTCTCTGTCTTAATCCTAGGCTTAGTTCCTTCGCTATTAAGTAATTTGACTGAAACAAGTACTAATCTTCTAAGTGCAATTGCCGGGTTTGTTCAAATTGGAGCACTAACATGAGTGAAAACATCAGCAAACTTTTATTAAAAGGAGAAACACTCCTTCAAGATAGTCCTGACCACCTTTTACAGGTTATAGGAGTTTTAGAAAGCTATGGTGAAGTTCTGGATGCTTATAGTATCAATTTAATAGATCAGGGACAGCGTCAGTTTCTGAACCCTTTCCCTATGTTCCGCTTCTGTAATGGCCAAATAAGTTTCAATCGGTTATATCGTCACTTACTGGGAGACCGAATTAATTTCGAATATGCTGAGTATTGTCAAAAAGCCATGTTTTGGCATAGTACCGGTGGACTTGATGTATATTTCAATAGTGATGAATTCCTAAGCATATGTAAAGAAGTGATTGAATATAAATCACAAGAAGATACACTTGTAAAGCTACTTAATCCAATGTTTAAGGAGTTTTTACCTGAGCTGATTCGCTCTTCAGCGACAACACATCTCTTAGGAGTGTTTTGGCGAGTGATGAGTGACTTATTTGTAAATTTAGGTCGTAAGTATCGCGATGGTACAATTAACAATATTAAAGAAGTAGTAGCCTTTATTCGTACCTGTCTTGTGGCTGCTGCTGGAAAAACAGTCAGCTATAAGGTTGAGATATCAGGACGCTCTTTTGATATATTACCGGCCACTGCAAACCTAAACTTTTTAGTAGATGTTGCGGTTCCTTATGTAGAAGCAGTCTTTTTACGCGGTATGCCTTTCTTAGGTACTGTGTCCTTTAATGCTCAAGCACAGCAAATATCTCCTGATCAAAGTCAGTTTAAATATGGAGCACTATACGCAGATCCTCTACCTACTATGGGCGCAGGTATTCCTCCCAGTTTGTTAATGCAGGATATGTATCGCCATCTGCCACAGGATTTATATGATTGGTATAAGTACCATGGGAGAGGTGAAGCAGATATGAAGATGCAGATTTGTATTAGCTTTCAAAAGGCAATGTTTTGTGTCACTAATGGGGCGATTGCAGGAACTTTCCCCTACCCACTTTCAACTACTGTTCAAGAAGAACAAACGGCGAACCAGGCATATGCAAAAGCCTGGGCTGGACGTTTAGCGGAAGCACGTATCGATACTCTTCCCAATCTTAAAGGTAGAGAGTTCAACTCCTTGAGATTGGCTTAGCTTGATAGTTGGCAAAATACCTGGACGCAATAGTGAATCAATCTTGGACGCAACGTCAAAGACCAGAGCGGCTTGAACGCCGCATTGAATTCACTGATTATCAAGATACACGTAATTTCTTAGACAAACTAAATACTCTTTCGCAAAATACGGAAAGATTTCCTGATATCAGCTTTGGTCGAACATACGTCAACTTAACCTTACATGTGAAGGATAATATGTCATCTCTTGATAGTCTTGATCACGATTTTGCTCAACAGATTGATGACCTACTCTAAAAGGATTTCTCCCCCAGTAGATAATTATCGGTATTTTATTAATGATCATCAAACTTCGGTAGCAATATTTTAGTTCTAAAGTTTAACTATCGAATTAAAACATCGTATCCCTATTGTGAAAAGTTCTAACTTATATTTTCATACCTGCTATCTAAGAAAAGCGATACAATCGATCTCGACACGTGCATTCTTAGGTAAAGCTTTTACCTCAACGCATGCTCGGGCTGGATAGAGACCTTTATTGAAAAATTCTCCATAAACAGTATTTACTTTGGCAAAATCCTCTAGATTAGTTAAAAAAATTGTAGTACGTACTACTTGATCAGTCGTTACACCAGCTGACTCCAATACTGCTCGCAGATTGGTTAGTACTTGATAGGTTTCGGCCTCTATACTGCCATCGCTAATCATTTTTCCACTAATGGGATCTAAAGAAATTTGACCAGAGCAGTACACCCAATCACCTGCCACTATTGCTTGATTATAAGGTCCGACTGGCAAGGGGGCCTTAGTCGTATTAATAGCTTGAATGCTCACTGGGTTTACTAATAGTGGAGACAATTCCATTATCCTTGAATTTAGTTAGTTTCTTGCCTTGTATCTCTAAAGATCGGAACCAGTGTTATTGTTTTTTTCTAAGCTGTAAAATAGAGTTGCACGAAATGCTCTGAACGTCACAATATTGCATACCTTTACTATACTCCTATGTGATTTCTGCAATCAAATTCTGTTGCATCATACATGACGTGGCATCTGTTTTGGAAGCGTTATACTTATAATTAATCCGTCATGTCAATTCATGATTACCGTCGCTTTAGCCAAGGGAGCTCTCTTGAGGGAGTCAATAGAATGCTTTGCAGCTGCTGGATTTGATTTTCGTTCTTTTTTGGAAAAAGAGAACCGCCAACTGATGATTCCTAGTGTTTGTGGAAGGGCACGAGCTTTGCTATTAAGGAATGCTGACGTACCTGTCTACGTTGCTTATGGACAAGCACAAATTGGAATCGTAGGTTATGATGTGTTAAGGGAGACTAGATCGCCAGTTGCACAATTGGTAGATTTACAATTTGGTGAGTGTTACATGCATATAGCAGTTAAGGCATCTAGTCATTACAAAAAAACATCAGATTTACCGGCTCACTGTAGAATAGCAAGTAAGTTTACTCACTGTGCTGAGGAATATTTCAATAGACTGGATAAACCAATAGAGTTGATTCCCCTGACAGGTTCCGTTGAACTGGGACCAATAACTGGTATATCTGAAGCAATTGTTGATCTGGTTGCGACTGGGCGAACACTACGTGACAATGGGTTAGTTTCGATTGAGAAACTTTTTAGAAGTACAGCACGATTGATCGGTCATCCCCTAAGCTTACGATTAGATAATGGAGAACTTCAGGAAACTATAGACAAAATTGCTACGATAAGCTCTGAAATTGAAAAATAATCTAATGTTTTCTAAAGATAGTAGACGCCTTCGTCGACTTCTCCCTTATCTAGCTAGGGACGGACGTCGCTTAGGTTTAACATTGCTCATGTTGATTCCTGTTGCACTTATGGCAGCAGTACAACCTTTATTGGTCGGTCAAGTTATTGCAGTATTAAGAGATGAATCGACTTTAAGTTGGCTGGCAGGTTTACCTGTTGGACCTGCACTTAGATTATTAATAAGTTCTTTATGTTTCGCTATTCTTATAAGATTCTCATTGCTTGGTGTACAAGTTTTTAATATACAGGCTGTTGGTCAGAGGTTAACTGCTCGTATACGGGAAGACTTATTTAGTCATGCCATGGCCCTTTCATTATATTTTCATGATCGTATTCCAGTAGGTAAATTATTAACTCGTCTCACCAATGATGTAGACGCTTTGGCCGAGGTTTTTAGCAGTGGAGTGGTTGGTATTATAGCAGACATTGTAACTTTAGTTGTTATTATGCTAACAATGGTTTCAATTGAAGCTCGTCTAGGCTTTATACTTTTAATGACTCAAGTACCTATGACTTTTGCAATTATTTCTTTGCAACGTAGGTACCGTAAGGCAAATTACAAAGTTAGAGAAGATCTTTCTCAACTCAATGCAGATTTCCAAGAAAATCTTCAAGGAATCGAAGTTGTGCAAATGTTTTGTAGGGAAGCTTTCAATAGCATTCGCTTTGCTCGTACTGGAAGTTCCTATAGGAAAGCCGTTGACGGAACGATTTTCCTCGATAGTGCTATCTCTGCGCTCATTGAATGGATTGCACTAATTGTTGTAGCAATGGTACTCGCCCTGGGCGGGTCAATGGTAACTCATAAGTTAATGGGACTAGGAACATTAACAACTTTTATACTATACTCGCAAAGGCTTTTTGATCCCCTTCGACAATTAGCAGAACGTTTCACTCAAATTCAAGGAGGGTTGACAGCTGTTGAGAGGATAGGGGAATTACTTGAGCAGCCTATCGAAATTGTGGATTTAGCTAATCAGTATTCTAGTCTTACCCCCAACAGAAATTCTGACCAAGAATTCGTACACGCTAGTGAAATAATTTTTGAGGACGTAAGTTTCTCATATAGACAAGATGAGCCTATACTGCGAGCTCTTTCATTTCGTGTTCCCATCGGCAAACATGTAGCAATTGTGGGCCCCACAGGTTCGGGTAAAAGTACAATTATTCGTTTGCTCTGTCGTCTGTATGAACCTCAAAAGGGAAAAATCTTGTTAGATGGAATTGATATCCGTGCGCTACCTCTTTCAGTTCTTCGTCACAGACTCGGTGTTGTTCTCCAGGATACGTTCATATTCAGTGGAAATGTGGCGATGAATTTACGTCTGAATGCGCAGATAACAAATGCACAGATATTAAAGACTTGTCAGAGTTTAGGCATCTCACCCTTCCTTAACTCTCTATCCAAAGGGTTAGAAACAGAGCTGCGTGAACGTGGTGGGAATCTTTCTTCTGGAGAGAGACAACTTTTATCCGTGGCGCGGGTTGCTATCCGTAATCCTTCAGTATTAGTGATGGATGAAGCTACAGCATCTATGGATCCATCAACGGAAGCAACTTTACAGAGGGATCTAGAAAGTTTATTAGATCAGCGCACTGCAATTGTTATAGCTCATCGGTTGGCCACTATTGAGGCTGCAGATCAAATTTTGGTTTTAAAACAGGGAAAGTTAGTTGAAGCTGGCACACATGTAGAATTGAAACATCAAGGGGGAATTTATACTAAGTTAATTCAAGTACAAGAGCGAGGGCTCATAAGTCATTAAACTTTTCATGTGTACTAATAACATTTTTTCATACTTTTCAAGAGGACTATACTCAATTCTTCGTTCCACAAGATTTTGAGATTGCGATAAATTGCCCTAGATAGAAGAATATGCGGCAAGATCAATCAGATAAATTTACCTTTTCTGTACCATTTTGAATTATTCAACATCCGCTCTTAACTCAGAATTTAGGAATCTCTATGGAATGAAAGCTAGGATCTGTTCAACTTCGAAATCTGGTAGTACATTAGTACTGAGTCAGGATAAAGATATTGACTTAATAGAGTTGGAACAATTACTAGAGTCAGTCGGTTGGACCCGAAGGCCTGTTAAACTAGTACGATGTGCACTAGAACATAGTCTATTTAAAGTTGGGATTTGGCGTCATGATCGTCGTATACCGCGATTGTTGGGATTCGCTCGGTGTACTGGAGATGGAGTCATTGAAGCTACTGTTTGGGATGTCGCTGTTCATCCTCACTATCAAGGTATTGGATTAGGCAGTGCATTGATGAAATATGTGATTGATACTTTAAAGGTAATGGGTGTAGAACGTGTTAATTTATTTGCTGATCCGGACGTGCTGAATTTTTATATTCAACAGGGTTGGGAGTTAGAACCAAAAAATCGGCGCTGTGCTTTTTGTTACTCTGCTTAGGTTTTAAGATAGAGACTCTCCGTGAAGTCTTTTTATTCAAAAGC